TTGGGGCTAGGGGCTCGTTGGCCGCCCCTGCTGCGGCCAACGAGGGGGCCGAAAAACCAAGGAAGAGAAGCCCTCATTTATTCCTTCTTTAAGCGGCTTGTCCCCTTATTTACTTATAAGACCCCTTATTTACTTATTTGGACATTAATTTACTTATAAGACTCTTTATTTACTTATTTATACTCTTATTTACTTATAAATACACTTATTTACTTATTTGGACATCTATTTACTTATTTGGACGGTTTTTTACTTATTTTGACGGGTTTTTACTTATTTGGGTCGGGGGCCCCAAGCCCCAACTTGGGGCTTGGGGTTGGGGGCCCCCTCGTTGGCCGCAGCAGGGGCGGCCAACGAGCCCCTGCCCCAACTTGGGGCTGGGGGTCGGGGGCCCCTAGCCCCAACTTGGGGCAGGGGCCCCCAAGCCCGTCCTATGTTTTTCTCGGGGGCCCCTAGCCCCAAGTTGGGGCTAGGGGCCCCCCTTAAAACTAAGTATAGTCTGACTATACTTAGTTTTAAGGGGGCCCCTAGCCCCAACTTGGGGCTAGGGGCCCCCGAGAAAAACATAGGAAGAGCCCCCGAGCGGTTTTTTACTTATTAGGTTTTAAAGATTACTATTACCTAAAGAAGGCCGGCTATAAGCAGGAACTGGGATCTTATAAAGAGCCGGATTCTATCTATCAGTCTTTGGGAGGTCGGGGGTAGGGGGCTCTTCCTATGTTTTTCCCCCTCGTTGGGTTCGCAGGCCACCCCCTCGATGGCCGGCAGAAGGGCGGCCATCGAGCCCCGGCTTCTTCAACGAGGGGCGGCCCCTGCCCCAAGTTGGGGCTAGGGGCCCCGGCAGAAGGGCGGCCAACGAGCCCCTTAAAACTAAGTATAGCTAGACCCCTTCGGTCTATACTTAGTTTTAAGGGGCTCTTCCCTCGATGGCCGCCCTTCTGCGGCCATCGAGGGGAAAGATCCTTTTTAATGAACTATAACAAAGTTATAGTTCATTAAAAAGGATCTTTCCAAGGAGAGGCTTGGGGCCCCTGCCTTCTGCCAAGTTGGGGCTAGGGGCCCCCGACCGCCCTTCTGCCGGGGCCCCTAGCCCCAACTTGGGGCAGGGGCCGCCCCTCGTTGAAGAAGCCGGGGCTCGTTGGCCGCCCTTCTGCCGGCCATCGAGGGGGTGGCCTGCGAACCCAACGAGGGGGAAAAACATAGGAAGACCCCCGACCCCCGACCCCCAACCCCCGACCCCCGAGCCTTTAAAAAAAAAATAAGTAAATAATACGTTCAAATAAGGAAATAATACGTTCAGCACCTAGCCAGTACACTACGTTTTTCTTACTTAACTTATAAGTGGAACCTCACCACGCCGCCGTAGCCGGAGGGAACGAAGTGTAAGCCGGACCGGAGGGAGCGAAGCGTAAGCCGGAGGGAAAGAGAGAGAGAGGGTTTCTTCCATACTTAGCAGGAGCACATAGCAGGAGTTCTTAATAAGTTCTTGCGCTTCTGCGAATTTTCTTTCCCTTTACCCCTCTTATACCCTACGGTAAGCTGCTCTGCTACCCTTTCCCCGGCACGGCGGCCTCTACCCTCCGGTCCGGTTCGGTAAGGCGCAAGAAGCCCGAGCAGGAGCACATAGCAGGAGCACATATAAGAAAGATCTTGCACATAAAAAAAAGAAAGAAGAAGGCACATATGGATCAGGAGCACATAGTTGGCAGGAGCACATATTTTGCAGGAGCACATAATGCAGGAGGTTCTTACTTATTCTTACCAAAGGGGTAGTATGTACTAACTTATATGTGCAATTCTATTTCTTGCAGGAGTTCGAGGGTGAAGAGCTGCTCATTTAAAAGTGGGACCCGTAGTACTGGCTTAACTTAATTAATTAATTAAATTAATATGTCTTCTTCCATACTTAGTAGGTAGGTAGGTAGGTAGGTAGGTAGGTAGGTAGGTAGGTAGGTAGGTAGGTAGGTAGGTAGGTAGGAGGTTCTCGAGGAATCTTCCATTTCTTGCACTTCTTGGCAGAACACATAGCAGGAGCACTGCTGGTGGTTCCCCCCCTTTTTACCCGATCCCTTCCCTCTTTCCAGAGAACACATAAAGGGCAGGAGCACCGGGTTTTTGCACAATGCAGGAGCGAATGCACATAGCAGGAGCCCAAAAAGGGAGCACAATGCTTTCTTATAAGTAAGTAAGTGAGCCCAAAAAGGGAGCACTTACTTACTTATAAGAAAGAAGAAGGGACATAAAAGAAAGAAAGAAAGAAAACGACCGCTCCCTTGGGAAAGGGGTTCCTCTTTCCGCCGCCCTCGCCGGAGGGAAGCCGCAGAAGAGGGGTAGAGAGAGAGCCTTAGGGTAGAGGGCGGCCTCTTTCCCTCCGGTCGGCGCGCAGCAAAGGGCTGCAGGAAGAGCTGCCCCCAGATGTAAACCGTTGTAGAGGGAACCAGTGTAGAGGGAACCAGTGTAGAGGGAAAGCGATGTAGAGGGAACCAGTGTAGAGGAAAAGGGTAGAGGGACAGGGTAGAGGGGAGGCTGCTTCCTAATAAGAGCCGGTGCTTGGAGACGTAGGGTATAAGAGGGGGAGAGGAAGCGAAGGGTAGAGGGAAAGGGGGCGGCGTAGCAGACTTATAAGTAAGATAAGAGGTAAAGCGCCCGTTCTTAGGATGACTTCTTTGTGGGCTAGTTTACCATTATAAATAAGTATAGCTAGACCCCTTCGGTCTATACTTATTTATAATGGTAAACTAGCCCACAAAAGAGAAATCTTCCCTTCTAACGCCAAAACCCCCTTCCTTACTTACATATAAGTAGCCCACTGCAAGAGTTCGATCTTTTAGAAGGGCCTCTTACTTGTGGCTCTCCCAAGAACATTCGGGCATTAAAAGTTAACCATAATAAGGAGTTCTTGAAACCCGGTTTCCGTATGCGACTTATTTGTTTGTTTGTTTGTTTGTTTGTTTGTGGGGCTCGGGGGCCCCTGCCCCAAGTTGGGGCAGGGGCTCGTTGGCCGCCCCCGGCCAACGAGGGGGCCCCCCACAAAACTCGGATCTCATCAGCCCTGTATCCTTACTTATAATTTACCATTATAAATAAGTTTAGTTAGACCTCAGCTTAATCCGAAGCCGGTTCCCTACGGTGCTCCGGCAAAACCAGGAGTTGTTGGAGGGAGGCCGTAGGTTACTGGAAAGGTAAACTTTGCCATTATAATTAACTATAACCTACTTAGATAGTTTATAGTTAATTATAATGGCAAAGTTTACCTTTCCAGTAACCTACGTCCCTCCCTACCCTACGGTCCCTTCCTTCCCTCTTACGCTCTGCTACCCTTCGGTCGGGGGGTGGCCCCTGCCCCAAGGCTAGGGGCCCCCGACCCCCAGCCTTGGGGCTGGGGGTCGGGGGCCCCCAGCCTTGGGGCAGGGGTCGGGGGCCCCTAGCCCATACTTGGGGCAGGGGTCGGGGGCCCCTCGCCCCAACTTGGGGCAGGGGTCGGGGGCCCCTAGCCCCAACTTGGGGCAGGGGCCCCCAAGCCCGTCCTTGGTTTTTCGGCCCCCTCGTTGGCCGGGGGCTCGTTGGCCGCCCCCTCGTTGGCCGGGGGCTCGTTGGCCGCCCCCTCGTTGGCCGGGGGCGGCCAACGAGCCCCCGGCCAACGAGGGGGCGGCCAACGAGCCCCCGGCCAACGAGGGGGCCGAAAAACCAAGGAAAAGCCCGTCCTTTCTCCCTCCCTCCCTCCTTCCCTACGGCTACGGCTCCGGCTCCGGCTTAAAACTAAGTATAGCTAGACCCCTTCGGTCTATACTTAGTTTTAAGCCGGAGCCGGAGCCGTAGCCGTAGGGAAGGAGGGAGGGAGGGAGAAAACCAAGGAAAAGCCCGTCCTTGGTTTTTCGGCCCCCAGCCCCAAGTTGGGGCTGGGGGCCCCCGACCATTAAAATGAACTATAACTTAGTTATAGTTCATTTTAATGGTCGGGGGCCCCCAGCCCCAACTTGGGGCTGGGGGCCGAAAAACCAAGGAAAAGCCCCCTCGTAGGCCGGGGGCTCGATGGCCGCCCCCGGCCATCGAGGGGGCGGCCTACGAGCCCGTCCTTGGTTTTTCTCGGGGGCCCCTAGCCCCAAGTTGGGGCTAGGGGCCCCCAACCCATTAAAATGAACTATAACTAAGTTATAGTTCATTTTAATGGGTTGGGGGCCCCTAGCCCCAACTTGGGGCTAGGGGCCCCCGAGAAAAACCAAGGAAGAGCCAAACAAGGAAATAATACGTTCAAATAAGGAAATAATACGTTCAAATAAGGAAATAATACGTTCAAATAAATAAGTAAATAAACGTTCCTTTTAAGCCACATACAAACAAAAAAACAAAAAGAAACGTAGGGTACTTAACTTACTTATACCCTACGAGAAGCTTATAGTATAGTGAAGAATAATCCCTGGCACCTAATAAGTTTATTTTCCCAATGGGCCTTGCTGCTTCCATAGTATATTAAACCTTTAGCCGAGCAACCACATACAAAAAAACAAAAAGAAACGTAGGGTACTTAACTTACTTATACCTACGGGAAGCTTATAGTATAGTGAAAAATAATCCCTGGCACTAAGTTTATTTTCCCAATGGGCCTTGCCCATAGTATATTAAACCTTTAGCCTATTTCACAACCTAGTTCGAGATGGTTAGGTGTGGGTCCAAGCTAACATAGAGCACCAAGGCTAAACAAAAAAGATTAGCTTACTTAACTAGCTTACCGTAGGGTAACTTACTTATAAGTAAGTACCCTACGGTAAGCTAGTTAAGTTAGCTAAGTAAGAGTAAACAGAACAGTACTTCCGGTATAGTTTATTATAAACTATACCGGAAGTACTGTTCTGTACCCGCCTATTCGAAATAGCAAGCCGAAGGGGTACTGGCTTTAATAAGACTTCATAGGACAGGAATTCTTATCTTTTTTTTAAACATACATACATATCATTTTATTTTCTTACATTAAGAACAGATCAAAATTTAACGGTCTTTAGTATATCTCAGCTACAACTATTACTAGCCTTCCACTTGATACCTATCAAACGGTTTGTCTTACCGCGACCTTAAAAGAGCAATCATCTCTAGGTGTGCTTCAAACTTAGATGCTGTCAGCTTTTATCGTCTCCGTGCATAGCTACCCAGCGTTTCCCACTGGAGTGAGAACTGGTACACAATTGGCACGTCGTTTCAGGTCCTCTCGTACTATGAAACGCTCCTATCAATGCTCTAACGTATCTACCGGATATGGACCAAACTGTTTCACACATGGAACTCCTTGTTTTCACAAGGCATGGACTATATCTTCATCCTATATGTTTTCTATAAACCATATAGGAGTTAACGTTTTATACTCTTCCTCTCACGAAAGAATATCCCAAAGTGCTTTAAAAGCACTTTGAAGTCTCTACGGGGATAACATACTATTGTAGGTCTTCGCTTTCTAGTTCTGCTTTAACCACTTGCCAAGTATTTTTAAGGATTTTATTTGGCGTATTAAGTATAGAAACTTGGTTTGCTAAGATACACAGCTCGATGAACTTGTCTTTAGAAACCTTAGCTGAAGGAAGTTCTTGAATAATTTTTAGAATTAAATTAGCCTGTTTGACTTTCATTCTTAAATAAGGAAGGAGTAAACTTAATAACTCATAGACAATGTTTGCTTGTGTTATCACGTAATCACTCATATTATTACGTGACACTACATATCCATAACCTACTTCGCTGGCTATTTCCTTAAGAAAATGAATACGACTTGTTCGTTGTGAAAGCTGAATAGTTACCCGAATTTGAAATTTGTAAGCATAATCGGGTTTTCTAACAATTTGTGCCATTAATGAACCGTCGCAATCAATAAAACCTGCCAGATAAGCCTTTTGTTCATTTGTTAAGTGTGAAAATCTTGTACTGTTAATATTTTTCATATTTTCTTATTTTTTTTTTCTTTTTAATATTCAAACAAGAAACAGAGAAACAGAAATTTTCTTCCTGTTTCTTTCTGTTTCTTTCCTTGGTTTTTCCTCGGGGGCCCCTAGCCCCAAGTTGGGGCTAGGGGCCCCCGACCATTATAATTTACTATAACTTAGTTATAGTAAATTATAATGGTCGGGGGCCCCTAGCCCCAACTTGGGGCTAGGGGCCCCCGAGGAAAAACCAAGGACGAGAAACCAACCAATAATATAAAATCTTCCCTCGGTATTGCCATCTATTTACCTTTTATCCCTTCCTTTTACCATTAAAATGAACTCTAAAGGGGAAGGAAGGTTGTTTGGAATCTATATATATATAAGTCTAAACAACCTTTGAACGGTTCAATTCATAAATAGGAAGGTTTTACCGATATCAGTTAATTCTTAAATTGCCTTACGACAATAACACGCCTGCTTTGACGTTTTGAACCCAGCTCACGTACCACTTTAATGGGCGAACAGCCCAACCCTTGGAACGTACTACCGCTCCAGGATGTGATGAGCCGACATCGAGGTGCCAAACTTTCCCGTCGATGTGAACTCTTGGGGAAAATAAGCCTGTTATCCCTAGAGTAACTTTTATCCGTTGAGCGACGACCCTTCCACATGGAATCGTCGGATCACTAAGGCCGGCTTTCGCCCCTGCTCGACTTGTAGGTCTTGCAGTCAAGCTCCCTTTTGCCTTTGCACTCAATGCCTGATTTCCGTCCAGGCTGAAAGAACCTTTGCACACCTCCGTTACGCTTTAGGAGGCCACCGCCCCAGTGAAACTGCCCTCCTGAAACTGTTAAGTGTCTTATACATTTCTTTTAAGAACACCCTTAGGATTCTAGCTCTTCCAGAGTGGTCTCTCAATTTTGGCTCTGACCTTCCCGGAAGAAGATCTTCGTCGCCTCCCACCTAGACTGCGCAAGAAAAGCCCGAACCCAATTCCAGGATACAGTAAAGCTTCATAGGGTCTTTCTGTCCAAGTAGATATAGTCCGCATCTTCACGGACAAGTCTATTTCACCGAGCCTCTCTCCGAGACAGTGCTTAAATCGTTACGCCTTTCGTGCAGGTCAAAACTTACTTGACAATGAATTTCGCTTGTTATGTTAACAAAAATTTTAGTTTCGCCACTAGCTTTTTTAACAGCTTCACTTCTGCTAACCCCAAAGGGGTCTTCCTTGGTTTTTCCCATTAAAATGAACTATAACTTAGTTATAGTTCATTTTAATGGGAAAAACCAAGGAAGACCCTACCCCTTAAGGTTAAAATTTGCAAGGGTAGGAGGGGCTTACCAAAAATCTTGTGTAGCTCTGGCCCGGACTCTCTTCCATAAACGTTAGAGTTCAGGCTAGAGCTACTCTAATGTTTTCACATTAGACCGGACTCTATCTTATACTACCAATTTCTGTTGAATTTTTTTTATAATTAAAATACCATTATCTGTAAGGTGTCTTTTTTGTTGAATAATGCGAATAATTTGTTTAAATTTTAAAAAGTCAATGCGTTTTGATGTTTTTAATAAACAACGATTTGTATTAGTAGTACAAACTTTTATGATTTCAAGAAAACCAGTTAAAGAGCTTATTTGATATACTAAATAATTTGAACCATTTTTCTTTTTTTTTTCATACACAGTACCACCGCTGTAGTTGCTATTAGTGAAACTGCGCATCCAATTTTGAATAGATTCAAGAATTTCTTTCTCTTTTAAATGTAAACCGATTACAAATTGAGGTCTAGGGTAATTTTTTACCATAGAAACATGAAAGTTTGCTTCAGCATCTATAAAACCAGTTAACCAGTCTCTACAAATTGTTTTTCCTGGCAATAATAGTTTTTTGTCAGTAAGATCTTCATATAAGATTTGAAAATCTTTTAGTTTTTCTGTCTGAAGTGGGTTTTTCTCAAAAAAAGGAAGAATAATTTCTATTAAATCTTTTTTACTAGAAACTCGGTATTCACGCATATTTTTCCCTACTTTATTTACAGAACCACAACCAAACTTTTTTTTTAAAGCATATAAAACATTTACTGATCTTTTATCTTGTGATACAACAAAACAATATCTTTTTCCTGTTTTAGCGTTAATTATTTTAAAACAACCATCGCCATCAACAAAACCAACTACCCATTTATCTGTTAATTGCATAATTTATTTTTTATTTATTTTTTAATTGATAGTATCTTCACGTATAGTCTCTGAGGAACCTACTTTAAGTTTTAAAAAAGGCTTTTCCTTGGTTTTTCCCCTTAAACCTAAGTATAGTCAGACTATACTTAGGTTTAAGGGGAAAAACCAAGGAAAGCCCCAACTTGGGGCAGGGGCCCCCAAGCGGTACTTATTTGGTTTCCTGCGGATTGTCCCCGTGTATGAGCAATTTTTACGACTTTTCAGCCTTCTTTGTTTGGAAAATTGTCCAAAGGTAAAAAGGGAAGCTCTTTGCTTTTTTATAAAAAAATGAAGTATTCTATTACTTTATTAATTTAACTGAATAAGGTGTATGCTCATCTTTTGAGGGTGTTCCCGCAAATAGTGAAGTTAAATATTCTTAGTTACCTAAGAAGTAAGGCAGCCGAACGGAATAACCGTGTCACCTTAGGATTGTTATAGTTACAACCGCCGTTCACCGGGGCTTCGGTTATCAGCTTTTTATTATAAATAATAATAACCAACTTCCTTAACCTTCCGGCACTGGGCAGGCGTCAGCCCCCATATATTGTCTTTCGACTTTGCGGAGACCTGTGTTTTTGATAAACAGTCGCTTAAGCCATTTCTCTGCGACCTTATTTAGAAATAAGGCACCCCTTCTACCGAAGTTACGGGGTTAATTTGCCGAGTTCCTTAGAGAGAGTTCTCTCGCGCCCCTTAGTATACTCTACCAACCTACCTGTGTCGGTTTCAGGTACAAGTATTTTTATTGTTTAAAATTTCTTTTTGGTGTACAAGCTTTTCTTGGAAGTTTGACATCACTGGCTACTCTTCTAATTACTTATAAGAATAGGGGTCACGTTTTCCTTTATTTTAGTTTTTTTTCTAAAATCGTCTGCTTTAACGCTTCCAATGTATTCCAATCACAGTCCCAGTTTAGTCTACTTCGTCCCTTGGTTCCCAATAAAAACAGTACAGGAATCTTAACCTGTTTTCCATCGACTACGCCTTTCGGCCTTGCCTTAGGTCCTGACTCACCCCCCATGGACGAACCTAGTGGAGGAACCCAACGGTTTTCGGGGCATTGGATTCTTACCAATGTTTTCGTTACTCAAGCCAACATTCTCACTTCCGATCTGTCCATTCCCATTTCCATGGAAACTTCACCCAACAACGGAACGCTCCCCTACCGATTTAGATTCTCTAAATCTCACAGCTTCGGCAGGTCACTTTTCTAAGTCCCGGCCATTGTCGGCGCAAGAACGCTTTACCAGTGAGCTATTACGCACTCTTTTAAAGGTAGCTGCTTCTACAAATTGTTTCTAACGACATATCTCTAAAACCCCTTCCTTTTTTAGTCCCCCTCTTCCCCCTCGTAGGCCGGGGGCGGCCTACGAGCCCCCTCTTCCTATGTTTTTCGGCCCCTAGCCCCAAGTTGGGGCTAGGGGCCGAAAAACATAGGAAGAGGGGGAAGAGGGGCTCGATGGCCGCCCGCCGGAGGAGGCCATCGAGGGGGAAGAGGAGACAGTTTACACCTAAAATGTCTATGGATATTGACAGTTTAGCTAGTAACTGTCCTGTCGGTAGTGTCGATATAATAATTTTTTTTAAATTAATTATCATAAGACATACAAAAGCTCTTTATCTTTTGTTTCTATATGTTTCCATATAGTTCAGACTATGTCTTCATCTTGAACAAATCTCCTAAAAATGCCGAGAGTTTGTTGTTAATTTTTTTTATTTCATTATGAAATTTTATAACATAAAAACTTTTAGCTCTTCTTATTAGTTTTGTAAGCAAGATGTTGGGTACTCGTGGGAAGATTATTGTACGCATTTTACTCACTTCCTAGTCGTTGAACGTTTATAGCAATTTTTTCTTAAGGCGATTGCCATACTCCGCTGCAAATTGGCATAGTAATTTTTTTTACCTTAGCGTCCTTGACAATTCTCCCAATTTTCAATAGCATTCACATGTTATTGCGCCCTGATGAGCGAACTTCCTGGTTGTTACAGCATTCTCACATCCTTTCCCACTTAGTGACCATTTAGGGGCCTTAGCTGGTGATCTGGGCTGTTTCCCTCTTGACTAACGAAAGCTTCTCCCTTCGAGTCTCACTGGCTAACGGAAGGCTACATCATGTATTCTGAGTTTGCCACGACTTGGTACCGCTTTCGCAGCCCGCATCGAAACAGTATCTTTACCCCATGACGGCTCCTATTGGTTGAAGTTCAACTTTTTCGTTGACCGCTGCGCCCAAACGCATTTCGGGGAGATCCAGCTAGCTCCGAGTTCGATTGGAATTTCTCCCCTAATCACAACTCATCCGCCGATTTTTCAACATCGGTCGGTTCGGCAATATTTCAGAGCACCTTGACTTGATAAGACTGTTAAGTAACCCTCTTACTTACTTATATGTAAGTAAGTAAGTTCCGACTTACTTATAAAACTTATAAGTTAAGTCTGTACTTACTTACTTATAAGTAAGTAAGTAAGAGGGCAGCACTTAAAAGAACCTTACGTTAAAGTGCTCCTAGGAAGAGCGCTTTTCTTCCCTACCTATTTCTAGGTAGTTTAGACTATACCTTATTCTACAACTAAAAGCCTTAGCATATTTTAACACTCCTGCAAAAGTTAGCACTCCTAAAAACCCATGAGTCTTGAAAATTGTGTATTGCATTTTGCTAAAAAAACATGTTGTGTATTGCATTTTGCAAAAATAGCATAGCTTTTTTGAGCTTGTGTAGATCTGACGTGTTAGCTTAGATTGTTATCTAAACTCTCTTCTTTCGAATCAGTCGTTACGGGGTTTTTACTGCTGTTAGTTAATATAAACTAACAAAATACCACTTTCTTTTGTTCTTATAATAATCCCTGTTTTCCCCCCTTCTTATAAGTAAGTAAGTAAGTGGCAAAAAGAACAAGTTTCAACTTTTTATAAAAAGTTAGGGTTGGGGGTTGGGGGCCCCTGCCCCAACTTGGGGCAGGGGCCCCCGAGCCCCTGCCCCAACTTGGGGCAGGGGCTCGGGGGCCCCTGCCCCAAGTTGGGGCAGGGGCCCCCCCGAGAAGTTCTTATTAGGTTCAATTTTTTAAAAGGGTAATAGCTCTGTTTCTTTTTTTTTAAGAATACACAATAAAAACTTCCCTCGGGATTTCCTGCTTATTTGACTTTGTAATTTGAATATATTTCAAATAACATATAAGACAAATAAGGTAAGGGGTCCCCCGATATGAGTCAGCTTTTTATTCTCATGTTGCCACGAGAAGGAGGCCCGTCATGAGTTGAAAACCTCCACTAAGTGTTACCCAAGCTTCATCCTGGTCATGATTAGATCACCCGGGTTCGGGTCCAGAGGATCTGACTTTTCTTTGCCCTATTCAGACTTGCTTTCGCGTTGGCTCCGGAACTTCCTCCTTAACCTGCCAGACCCTCTAAGTCGCCGGCTCATTCTTCAACAGGCACGCGGTCAGGCGTTCTCTACTCCTACCTATAAGAACAGGAGTAGGCGACCCCTCCCACTGCTAGTAAGCATACGGTTTCATGTTCTATTTCACTCCCCTACGGGGGTTCTTTTCAACGTTCCTTCGCAGTACTCTTTCTCTATCGGTCACCCAGTAGTATTTAGCCTTACGAGGTGGTCCTCGCTGATTCACACGGGATTCCACGTGTCCCATGCTACTCGGGATTAGACTTTACTTATTCTATTTTACATTGCAACTACTGGACTTTCACCATCTATGGTGCAGGTTTCAGCTGCTTCGTTTTTTATTCTTACTTACTTACTTACTTATAAGTAAGTAAGATAAGCCACTTATTTAATTTATTAGTCTTCCCACTACCCCCTTATGTACGTAAACGCACATACAAGGTTTAGGCTGTTCCCGGTTCGCTCGCCGCTACTACGGGAATCGCGTTTGCTTTCTTTTCCACCAGCTACTAAGATGTTTCAATTCACTGGGTTCTCTCTTTCCAACTTATGAATTTTGTTGGTAGTTTTGCAGGTTGCCCTATTCGGGGATCTTCGGATCTATGCTTGTTGCCAGCTCCCCGAAGCGTTTCGCCGGTATCTGCGCCCTTCATCGTCTCTGGGTGCCTAGGATTCCACCGTAAGCCTTTTTTCATTTGACCCTTTCCTTTGTTTGAACAGTTTAGGTCCTTTAACCCTTTCTTTGCCTTTGCTCGGGGTTTGGGGGTTGGGGCAGGGGTTGGGGCCCCTGCCCCAACCCCCTACTCGGGGGCCCCCAGCCCCAAGTTGGGGCTGGGGGCCCCCAACCCCCGACCTAAATAAAATAGAAGTGGAAACGACAGGTCTCGAACCTGCGACCCCCGCCTTGCAAAGGCGGTGCTCTACCAACTGAGCTACATTCCCTAGAATCCTCGGTAATGGGCTTCTCTTCTTTCCGATGCCTACGGCTGGGGGCTCGGGGGCCCCCAGCCCCAAGTTGGGTCGGGGGCCCGTCCTTGGTTTTTCGGCCCCTAGCCCCAAGTCTGGGCGGGGCCGCCTTCGGTCTAGGGGCCCCCAACCCTTAAAACTAAGTATAGACCGAAGGGGTCTAGCTATACTTAGGTTTAAGGGTTGGGGGCCCCTAGACCGAAGGCGGCCCCGCCCAGACTTGGGGCTAGGGGCCGAAAAACCAAGGACGGGCGCCCCCTCGTTGGCCGGGGGCGGCCAACGAGCCCCTGCCCCAAGTCTGGGCGGGGCCGCCTTCGGTCTAGGGGCCCCCGACCCCCAACCCCCGAGGAAAAGGAAGGGCTTTAAGGAAGAAGGGCTTCTGCGTTATAGAAGCTGGCTTACTTCTTCGCAGAAGAAGGGTACGAAGGGTACGAAGGGTAGCGAAACCGGCTTACTTACTTACTTATAAGAAGTGGAGGTTATGTTGAGGATGGGCTATGGGAGATTTGAACTACCGACCTCACCCTTATCAGGGGTGCGCTCTAACCAACTGAGCTAATAGCCCTTATAGAAATTCTTTCTTTAAAGAAACAGAAAGCACTTTAAAGTAAATAAGTATTTCTGACTTATCTAAGATAAGTCAGAAATACTTATTTACTTTAAAGTGCTAAATTTATAGAAATTAATAAGAACGTACTTATAAGTAAGTAAGTAAGTAAGTAAGCCAGTACCCTTCGGTAAGCCAGTACCCTACGGTCTTAAGTAAGTAATTCTTTTAAGTTCTAGTTGTATTGTATTAAGAGAAGGAGGTGATCCAAGGCCACCTTCCAGTAGCCTTACCTTGTTACGACTTCACCATGATTATAAATTGGAGTGTGGGCACCGTCTTTAGAACTAATGACTTCAACTACAATCTACTTTCGCGGTGTGACGGGCGGTGTGTACAAGACTAGAGAACGTATTCACCGCCATTTGGCTGACTGGCGATTACTAGCGATTCCGGCTTCATGTAGGCGAGTTGCAGCCTACAATCCGAACTGAGGTTGAGTTTAACAGATTGGCAAGCTCTCGCGAGTTAGCTACTGATTGTCCCAACCATTGTATTACGTGTGTCGCCCAGGGTGTATGGGGCATGCTGACTTGACGTCATCCTCACCTTCCTCAACGCTTGCGCGTGCAGTCTCTTTAAAGAACCTTCTGGTAACTAAAGACGAGGGTTGCGCTCGTTGCAGGACTTAACCGTACACGTCAACGCACGAGCTGACGACAGCCATGCACCACCTGTGTTCTAGTTCCATTTTTAGGTGGCACTTTCCCATTTCTGGAAAATTCTAGACATGTCAAACCCTGGTAAGGTTCTTCGCGTAGCATCAAATTAAACCACAGAATCCCATAAATCTATAAATGAGTTATTTCGAATAAGAGCATTTTTTCGATTGCTTTAATTTTCATTAAAGATTAGACTATGCTTTCACCTTTTATTAGCCGTTAAGCGAATATGTTAGAGAGTTGTTGTTCAAAATAACCATTGACAATCGCTAAATATTCATTAATACGGCAGACGTCTCTTACTTTCTTTCTTTTTAGGTGTACGTCCAGTAAAATGAACCTCTTGAATTAAACCAATTAAACGAGCCATTGTAAAACCTTTGGATTGTTGTGATAAGGTCATATTTGTTTGTTTATAAGTTTTTCGAGTTTTTTTCTACTTAACATATTTAAAAGGGCTGGCGTATTAGAGGAAATCCTCTCTTCCCCCCTTCCTCATAAACAGGAAGCTTCTTTAGAACTACTAAAGAGCAGGTCAGTCGTTACGGGGTCATAAACAATCTATATTTAAACATCAGAACTCTTACAATACAACACTTATATTCTAATATAATATAAGAATAAGTTAAGCATGTTAGTGTGTTTGTTTAAATAAGGTTGTTTAGACTTCCCACGGCATTATCATGATAAACACTTGTGTTTATTTTAGACTTCACCGTTATGAGCCAGAATATTCGCCTCGAGCATCTGCTCGGCCAATTTTACTTTTTATTGGCCTTCCTTTGTTTTCCAGCAGGACCTGAAAGGGGTAAGGTGTGCCCCCTCTTCCGTAAGAAGGGCGTACCTATTAGGAGCCCCTAGAAACCCCTGCTGTTCTTCGCTGCTTGCAGTTCTTGCCCCTTACTTATAAGTAGACCTTACTTAACTTATCAGTCTCCTTAAAAAGAACAGCAGGTAAGAACTGCTGCCCCTCGTAGAAGCAGCCGGGGGTTCGATGGCCACCCCCTGGCCTCTCCTATGTTTTTCGGCCCCCAGCCCCAACTTGGGGCTAGGGGCCGAAAAACATAGGAAGAAGGGGCTAGTACGAGCCCAGATCGGTCCTGCTCTTCGGCTTAAAAACAAAGGATAGACCAAAAGTCTTATATATATTGGAGACTTGCTTGGCTTACAGACTATACAAATTTGCATTTGTACGCGGCAGATTAACATGTGGTTAAGTACGTGTTTTGAATACCGCTTGTGCAAGTCCCCGTCAATTCCTTTGAGTTTCACTCTTGCGATTGTACTCCCCAGGCGGGAAACTTAACGCGTTAGCTACAGCAGGGGCGGCTTTGCAGCCCCCACTTAGTTTCCATCGTTTACAGCTAAGAATACAAGGGTCTTCTTTTTTTTATTTAACTTATAAGTAAGTAAGTAAGTAAAAAATGCTCTTACTTAACTTACTTACTTATAAGTTAATAAATTTGGACTATATCATTCTCTTATTTGTTATTAACCGTGCTTCTCTTATTTCTTTAGAGAAACTCGATTTGCATAAACTTCAAGAATTTTTTTTGAAAATTGTGGAAGTTGTTGCTTTAAAATAGAGATCCAGCGTTGTTTAAGCTCGGGGTCCACATAATCAATACAAACTTTATATACCATACTTGCGCAGGGGATAAAAGGAATTATCAGTCTAAAAAACTTTGTTAAATTTGTTGTATTTATTCGAATTCTATAATAAAATCGTTGTTCTTGTTCTACTTCTCTCTCCACACTAGGGTGGTGGAATCTTCCAACGCCTTTATTACTAAGGACTAAAGGCGTTGGAAGATTCCTCTTTTTCAAAATTGGAATAACATTTGTATCAATTTTCCATACTTGTTTTAAGTATTTACTTAAGATTAAGTTTTCTTTCTTCGAAAAACCTTCTGTACATAATACACCTTTTTTTCTTAAAAGACTCCCATCATCTAACCATAATACCATCAGACTTTCTTTTGTTAAGTGATTTAACCAACTTCTTTTAATCTGTTTGCGCTTTTTAGAACTACATACAATTTCAAATATTTGTGTTAATTCCGGTAAAGCTCTAGTTTGAAAATGCCATTTCCCTACATGCTTCTTTTTTTGATAACCGTCTGGTTCTTGGAAATGGACTGCCTTTTCTGTACCTAAACTTTTTAAGATTTGGACTTTCCAATCAAAGTATTCTTTTTGAACATGTCCATGACGCATTTGAAAACGTGCATTTTTAAAATTCTTTTGAATATTTAATGCAGCATCACCTAAAAGAGTTCCTAATATAACACTTTTTATTCGTTTCGAAAGTTTTATTCTCTCCATCCTTTTTTTACTTAAATTTATCAAACATTTTTTTAGATTTACATAAGGTATTTTTTTTATTTTCATTTTTTTTATAGGTATTGATTATATTTTTTAACAACACGCTCTTCTTTTCTGCTTAATTCCTCCAGTAACTTATTAAGTAAGTTTTCCTTCTTCCTTAGCATATTCTGATCAAGTCGTGACTCATTCTCCGAGAACTTAATAGTCTCTACGGGGTTAGTCCAATTTTCTATCTAAAGGAATAGTCGCAGTGGCTTGCTCTTTCTCTTTTTCCTTTTGTCTTGTCTAACTTCCCTCGGTATTGTTGTTGCTGCTCGGGGTTTGGGGGTTTTCCTTGGTTTTTCCCCTTAAAACTAAGTATAGTCAGACTATACTTAGTTTTAAGGGGAAAAACCAAGGAAAACCCCCAAACCCCTACTCGGGGGCCCCCAGCCCCAAGTTGGGGCTGGGGGCCCCCAACCCCCGACAAAGTTTTCGTTTTATTAACTAACTAACTCTAATTTTCCTATAGGGCAAATTCTAGTTAGGTAGGTAAAACGAAAAATCCGAAGAGTAGCAGCGATTCCTGCCTTCCTTTAAGGCAGAGGAACTGTTCTTTGTATTATTAAAACAGTTTAATCAAGTTTCACCGATATAGCTGAATGCTAATCATGTATCACTACATGAAAGGACACCTTTTCCATGTTGTCTTTTTCAACAAACGCGAAACAATACAACATGGAAGGATTTATCTAATCCTTTTCTCTCCCTTAGCTTTCGTCTCTCAGTGTCAGTCACGGCCCAGTAGAGCGCCTTCGCCGCTGGTGTTCTCCCTAAAATCTACACATTTCACTGTTACGCTAGGAATTCCCTCTACCTCTACCGCACTCTAGTTTCATAGTACTCCACTGCCCTATGCTGGTTGAGCCAACTTATTTGACAGTAGACTTTTGAAACCACCTACAGACGCTTTACGCCCAATCATTCCGGATAACGCTTGCTCCCCCTGTATTACCGCGGCTGCTGGCACAGGGTTCATGTAAACCCCTTGTTTCCAAGGGCATAGACTATACCATCTTCTTTTTCCTTTTTGTATAAACTTGCAAAAAGGTAAAAGAGGTTCAGCGTGTTATGGAGCTTGTCTTTTTCTCTCCATCTCGTACTTTGTTATTCAAACTTTCCGAAGTCGTTACGGGGTTTACGTGTTTCATTTAATTTATAAGATCTTCCCTTTCTTTTACAACCTTTCCTATAAATGCTGTTTTCTTTTTTCTCCCTGTTTTCGCTCTTAGGAAGTAATATGTAGTTCTATTTTTAGAACCCGTACTTTCCCATGATTCTAGCTTTTTCTTGTTAAATGCCTCCCTTTGTTTCCCCTCTTAATAAGAAGAAGCCGCAGTTCTTTCCTTTTTTTTCTCCGCCCCTCCGGTTTAAAACTAAGTATAGACCCCTTCGGTCTATACTTAGTTTTAATCCGGAGGGAGCGAAGCGTAAGAGGAAAAAAAAGGAAAGAAGGAGGTCGGGGGCTCTTCCTTGGTTTTTCCCCTTAAAACTAAGTATAGTCAGACTATACTTAGTTTTAAGGGGAAAAACCAAGGAAGAGCCCCCCGAGCCTTTTTCTTATAAATTTGTTTATTGCTACACGTAAACTTCCCACGGTATTGCCCACGCCTTTAAAAGATTCACCATTAATTATATATATATATATAAGAGTGAATTCTTATAAATAAATAAATAAAGAAATAAATACTAAGAAAACTCTTAATAAGTTAGTTAGTAAGAATTTCTTAATAGTAAAGTACCGCATCGTTTGGGTTTCACCGTTATGAGCTGAATGTTTCCCTATCCCTCACGAGATAGGAGGCCAATTCCTTAGCCGGAGCTTATTCTTCAGATACCGTCATTGTGTTCTTCTCTGAAAAAAGGAGTTTACGATCCGCAGACCTTCTTCCTCCACGCGGCATTGCTCCATCAGGCTTTCGCCCATTGTGGAATATTCCTCACTGCTGCCTCCCGTAGGAGTCTGGGCCGTGTCTCAGTCCCAGTGTGGCTGATCATCCTCTCAGACCAGCTACTGATCGTGGCCTTGGGAGGCCTTTACCCCCTCCAACTAGCTAATCAGACGCAAACCCTTCTTTAGGCGCATTTAATGCTTTCACTCCTCAGCTTATGGGGTATTAGCAATTGTTTCCATTTGTTATTCCCCTCCTAAAGGTAGGTTTTTACGTGTTACTCACCCGTCCGCCACTAAATAAATTTTAAGACTTATTTCGTACGACTTGCATGTGTTAAGCATGCCGCCAGCGTTCATCCTGAGCCAGGATCAAACTCTCCATTGTTTTTTTTTCTTTTGTTTTGAACATTCCCTTGGTTTTTAATTTATCAGATTTCTAAGTATAGTCAAATGGCTTTTAAGGTGGAGGTTGTAAGGTAGCTATAACGCGCCTCATTTTATCTTACTTATAAGAAGTTTATAAAAAGAAGACCCATAGCAAAAAGAAAAAAAGAAAGAATGGAACAGCCAAAGAAATAGAGGGGCTAATAAGACCAGGGAGTTCTCCCCTGACTGCTCCTAATAAGAGCAGGAAGGGGTTTCAGTAGCCCTGCTTCTTATTTATTTATAAGAGGACTCCCTTCTCTTATTAGGAGCAGGGGGGATGCTTCGCCGGGCTTTCCTTGTTTTTTCTCGGGGGCCCCTAGCCCCAAGTTGGGGCTAGGGGCCCCCAACCATTATAATTAACTATAACTTAGTTATAGTTAATTATAATGGTTGGGGGCCCCTAGCCCCAACTTGGGGCTAGGGGCCCCCGAGAAAAAACAAGGAAATCCAGCGGTACCACCAGCAGCCCCTCTTATTAGTTAGTTAGGGCTTTTAAAGGGCTTTTAAATGCCGCCCTTCTGCCGGTCGAGGGGCTTTTAAAGTTAAAGGTATTTTAAAAGCCCTAACTAACTAACTAATAAGAGTACGGGCCCCTGACTGCAATAAACGCAGGATGTTCCTTCCTCTTCGGGAGCCCCGGACTGCTCTTACCGAAGGGTACTGGCTGCTTCGAAGGGTACTGGCTTACTTCCTTATAAGAGCAGGGACAGGGACCCCTGACTGCTTCTATAAGAGCCGGAACGGGTGCTCCTATAAAAACAGGGTGTTCCTTCCTCTACGGGATGGGCCCCAGACTGGTCCTATTAGTTCCTGCAGGGTGTTCCTTCCCTTTTGGGATGGGGGAGAGCAGTTCAGGGCTGCGCCCAAGCACCGAAGCAGAAGAGCCCATGACTGCTCCTATAAGTAAGTAAGAGGAGTACTCCCCTCCTCTTAGAAGGAAGTAAGACCAAGCGCTCCTATTCGTTAGAGCAGAAAGGGGCTCTTCCTTTCTCCCTCCTTCCCTACGGCTCCGGCTTAAAACTAAGTATAGACCGAAGGGGTCTAGCTATACTTAGTTTTAAGCCGGACCGGAGGGAAGGAGCCGGAGGGGTAGAGGAAAACCAAGAACGGGCTTTTCCTTGGTTTTCTCCACCCCTTCGGTTTAAAATGAACTATAACTTAGTTATAGTTCATTTTAAACCGAAGGGGTGGAGAAAACCAAGGACGGGCCCCTGCCCCAAGTTGGGGCAGGGGCCCCCAACCCCAGCCCCAAGTATGGGCTGGGGGCCCCCAACCCCCGACCCCTCTTATTAGGGCTTAAGGGGCTCCCTTTTCGGCCTTTTCGCAGAAGGGCTGTCCTTGTTTTTTCCTCGGGGGCCCCCAGCCCCAAGTTGGGGCTGGGGGCCCCCGACCATTATAATTAACTAAGTTATAGTTAATTATAATGGTCGGGGGCCCCCAGCCCCAACTTGGGGCTGGGGGCCCCCGAGGAAAAAACAAGTAAAGAAGCAGCCCGCGGTTTCCAGACAGGGAGCCCCCTGACTGATTCGATTAGTTCTGAAACCGCAGGGTGTTCCTTCCTCTTCGGGAGCCCCTGACTGCAAGAACCCACGCTGCTTGCAGAAGACCCCCTGACTGCTCCTAGTAGGAAAACGCAGGTTCTTAATAAGAGGAAGGAACATGCGGTTTCGCAGAAGAACTACGGTTTCGGGCTTTCCCCTCGATGGCAGCCCCCTCGTTGGCCGGGGGCGGTCGGGGGCCCCAGCCTTGGGGCTGGGGCCCCCGAGCCAACGAGCCCCCGGGTTCGAAGGCCACCCCGGCCAACGAGGGGGCCCCAACCCCCGACCTCTCCTATGTTTTCTCCACCCTTCGGTTTAAATCTAAGTTTAGCTAGACCCCTTCGGTCTAAACTGAGTTTTAAGGGGCTCTTCCTTGGGCTCGTAGGCCGCAGAAGGGCGGCCTACGAGCCCAAGGAGAGGCCGCCCCCGGGTTCGATGGCCACCCCGGCCCTTCTCTCCTTCCCTACGGTCCGGCTATGTTTTTCGGCCCCTAGCCCCAAGTTGGGGCTTTCCTTGGTTTTTACCCTTAAACCTAAGTATAGTCAGACTATACTTAGGTTTAAGGGTAAAAACCAAGGACGGGCTTGGGGGCCCCTGCCCCAAGTTGGGGCTAGGGGCCCCCGACCCCCGACCATTAAAACTAAGTATAGTCAGACTATACTTAGGTTTAAGGGTAAAAACATAGGAAGAGGGGCCGACGAGGGGTAAAAACATAGGAAGAGGGGTCGGGGGCCCCAGCCCATAGTTGGGGCAGGGGATCGGGGGGGGGTCGGGGGCCCCCAGCCCCAACTATGGGCTCGGGGGCCCCCAGCCCATAGTTGGGGCTGGGGGCCCCCAACCCCCAACCACCCTTCTGCGGCTTATGAGACTCGACCCTTTCAGTGGGGGTCTTGCATTTTAGTTAGACCGAAGGGTGCCGCAAGAACAGCAAGAACTCCGCCTTTAAAAAAGGGGGGGGGGAAAGAGAGAAGCCGATGGGGGGGGAAGAGGGAGAAGAACCCCTGTAATTATAAGGTTGCTCCAAATTCCTAGCCCCCTGCTCTTTGATGAGACTCGACCCGTACAGTGGGATCTTGCTCTTTCTGAAATAAGGACACAGATCTTGCTCTTAAATAAGGGCAAACCGTATTCCTATGAAATAAGGGTGTAAGCACCAACCGCTCCTACCGGCTTCCTTCCTATGAACTAAATAAGGGGTCAACTCCCTTTGATCTTAAATAAATAAATAAATATAAGGAAGAGTCTTTTAGAGTCTGTCGGTTAATAAGAAAAGGGAAAATGAAGTGGACCCTAGTAAGTAAAAAATGAAAATTTGGTAATTACCCTTGCTTGGCGGTCAGGATCTCCGAAGGTAAAAAATGCTTATAAGTTTCTATCGGAACTGCTCTTACTTATAAGTGTTCCGGCTTCGAAGGCCAAAATTCTCTTATCTTATAGAGACCTTCTTGGAGAAGACCGCTATGGGTCGCCGCCTTTAAGGATAGCAGGCCTATAGAAGAGGAAGAGTCTCTTATAGATAGGATCGAGGGCTTAATAATAAAAGGGAGTTCTTGTTTTTGAAGCTAGTAAGTAAAAAATGAAAGGAATACTTATAAGCAGAAAACGCTCTGGTCCTTAAAGGGTGTAAGCACCAACCGCTCCACTCTTACTTATAAGTAAGTAAGAAGGGAGCTCCCCGAAAGAAAGAGAAAGGGTGTTCATAGCAAACAAAGGAATCCTGCTCTTCGGCTTTAAGCAGGGGTTCCTCTCGAATAGAGGCCTCTAGAAGATAAGAGGGGTTCTTGCTTGTCTTGTAGAGAAGGAAAGTAAGACCAGCTCTCAGAACTGCTGCTATTTTTTAAAAATGAAAGGTATTGAAACCGCTGGTCTTCCCTTATAAGAAGGGCTAATCGAAGGAGATGAGGGAAGGGGCTCCCTTTCCTTTAAGAGGGAGCAGAAGGCGTGCTATAACTTTGTAGGTTCTAAAAGAAGGTGTGAAACGAACTTGCTTAGAGCACCTTATAAGAAAAGAAATAAGAGGAAAAGTTAAAGTTTCTTATAAGTAAGAAAGGGTGTTCATAGGGCCGCTTATTTGCTTAGTTCTTCTGCAAGCCGGAAAACAAACCGCTAAGGGAAACTTCCTGCTTAAGAAACCGCTGGTATTCCGTTTCTTCTGGGAGCAGAACGGCCCTTCTAGAGAAACAGTCTTGCTGAGGGGCAGCGGGAACAGCATAGAATTCGACAAGCAAGTAAGACGGACCGCGTCTTTTATTTCTAGCAGAACTTCCTTCCTTGGTTTTCTCCCTTCCCTTTGTTCCTTTTCCCATTATAAATAAGTTTAGCTAGACCCCTTCGGTCTAAACTTATTTATAATGGGAAAAGGAACAAAGGGAAGGGAGAAAACCAAGGAAGGAACACGGCGGAATGTAAATATTAAGCTTCTAATCGTTAAAGAAAGGTATTTGCGGTAGAGCAGTTCTATGGAAATAAACCGGTCGGGGGCTTTCCCCTCTTCCTATGTTTTTCCTCGGGGGCCCCTAGCCCCAAGTTGGGGCTAGGGGCCCCCAACCCTTAAACCTAAGTATAGTCTGACTATACTTAGTTTTAATGGTTGGGGGCCCCTAGCCCCAACTTGGGGCTAGGGGCCCCCGAGGAAAAACATAGGAGAGGCCGGGGCTCGATGGCCGCCCCTTCTGCGGCCATCGAGGGGGTGGGTTCGATGGCCACCCCGGCCATCGAGGGGCCATCGAACCCTTGGTTTTTCCCATTAAAATGAACTATAACTTAGTTATAGTCCATTTTAATGGGAAAAACCAAGGAAGAGCCCCCAACCCCCGAGCTCTTCTCACGGGCTATTATAAGGAAGATTAGGAATGCTTCTACTTAGTTAGAAAAGAAGGTGTTCTTATAAGTAAGTAAGTAAGTGAAAACAGGCTGTTCCCTCGAACTGAGGAAAGAAAGTAAGAGGAGTAAAGAACGCTTCTTACTTACTTATAAGTACGTAAAAAAGGCTGCCTTAGAACTGCTTCTGCTTAAGAGCAGGGTGAAAGAGCAGGAGCGTCGGAGCACCCATTTCGGGAAATAAGCAGGCCCGTATAAAGAGTAAGGAAACCGCTATGCCTGACCCTGCTATAAGACCCGCCAAGAACCCATAGTAGGCCCTGCTGCTTCCGGACCGAAACATAGAAATTCTCGCTGCTTCCCCGGAGAGGAGAGACAGCGTCTCTTATAGTTAGTTAGTCTTTACGGAAACTTAATAAGAGAGGGCTAAGCCGCTAGTCATTTAAGAAACTGGAAGATTTATATAAACCGCTTTAAAGGTAAGTAAGACTGTTCCTTAATGGTGCTCCTTTAAACGCTTTTCTACCGTAGGGAAATAGTTAAGAAGGCTTCTTTGAAGAACAAGAAACGCCTTAACTGCTCTTAGTTACTTACTTATAAGAGAAAATGGAAACCAGTTCTTCTAGAAATCCCCTAGGCGGTCCTGCTATGGAAATGTCCCGCAGGGAAAGAAGGGCGCCTGCTCTTACTTATAAGTAAGAGAAAAGGTGTTTAATAAGAGCAGGCTGCTGCTTTCCTGCTATGTGCATAGAGCAGTTCTAAGGAGCGGTTTCTGCTATGGAACCAGCAGGAAAATGCTATTTCTTGGTCTTCTGGGGGGAAACCTCCTTCTTTAAGCGAAAACGGCTTTCCTATGTTTTTCAAGAAACTCCCTGGTTTTCTCCCTTCCCTTTGTTCCTTTTCCCATTATAAATAAGTTTAGACCCCTTAGGTCTAAACTTATTTATAATGGGAAAAGGAACAAAGGGAAGGGAGAAAACCAGGGAGTTTCTTGAAAGTTTACCATTATAAATAAGTTTATTTAGACCGAAGGATACTGGACTTATATTTTTATAATGGTAAAAATTATCTCAGAACTGCTGCTGGCAGAAGGGGCGCGAACTGCTGCTTGTTTTTTCCCATTAGAACGGATTATATTTGAATATAATCCGTTCTTTCCTTGGTTTTTACCATTATAATTAACTATAACTTAGTTATAGTTAATTATAATGGTAAAAACCAAGAAGTTTCTTGAAAAACATAGGAAAGCCAGTTTCTTTCCCCTCGCTGGTCGGGGGGGCCCCAGCCCATACTTGGGGCTGGGGGTCGGGGGCCCCTAGCCCCAACTTGGGGCAGGGGCCCGTCCTTGGTTTTCTCCACCCCTTCGGTTTAAAATGAACTATAACTTAGTTATAGTTCATTTTAAACCGAAGGGGTGGAGAAAACCAAGGAAAAGCCCGTCCTTGGTTTTTCGGCCCCTAGCCCCAACTTGGGGCTAGGGGCCGAAAAACCAAGAGAGAGCCGTAGGGGACCCCAGCCCATACTTGGGGCTGGGGCTCGGGGGCCCCCAGCCCCAAGTATGGGCTGGGGCCCCCAACCCCCGAGCCCCTCGATGGCCGGGGTGGCCATCGAACCCGGGGGTTCGATGGCTCGGGGGCCCCAGCCCCAAGTATGGGCTGGGGCCCCCGACCACCCCCCTGGCCATCGAAGGGGCTCTTCCTTGGGTTCGATGGCCGGGGGGGCCATCGAACCCAAGGAGAGGCTTGGGGGCCCCTGCCCCAAGTTGGGGCTAGGGGCCCCCGACCGCCCTGTCCTTGTTTTTTCCATTAAACCTAAGTATAGACCGAAGGGGTCTAGCTATACTTAGGTTTAAGGGTTGGGGGCCCCTAGCCCCAACTTGGGGCTAGGGGCCCCCGAGAAAAAACAAGGAAAGAAGGAGGCCATCGAGGTGGGGCCAGCGAACCCTTGGTTTTTACCATTATAATTAACTATAACTAAGTTATAGTTAATTCTGTCCAAGCACCGCTTTCCCCTCGTAAAAGCAGGGTCGATGGCCGCTCGGGGGGGCCCAGCCCATACTTGGGGGGCCCCGAGCCCCAGCCCCAAGTATGGGCTGGGGCTCGGGGCCCCCCAAGTATGGGCTGGGGGCCCCCCGACCCTGTCCTTGTTTTTCTCCCTCCCTCCTTCCCTACGGCTCCGGTCGGGGGCCCCTAGCCCCAACTCTGGGCGGGGCCGCCTTCGGTCTAGGGGCCCCCGAGCTCCGGCTTAAACCTAAGTATAGCTAGACCCCTTCGGTCTATACTTAGGTTTAAGCCGGAGCTCGGGGGCCCCTAGACCGAAGGCGGCCCCGCCCAGAGTTGGGGCTAGGGGCCCCCGACCGGAGCCGTAGGGAAGGAGGGAGGGAGAAAAACAAGGAAAGAAGGAGGCCATCGAGGGGGGTGGCCTACGAACCCCTCCGGTTTCCCATTATAAATAAGTTTAGTTAGACTAAACTTATTTATAAACCGTAGGGGCTCGATGGCCGCCCCTTCTGCGGCCATCGAGGGGGTGGAGAAAGGAACAAAGGGAAGGGAGAAAACCAAGAAAAGAAGAACAGCCGGTTTCCCTGCAGTTCTTCTTAGCAGGAAGTTTCCCTTAGCGTTTTCCGCAGCAGTTCTTGCACCCATTTCTCTTATCTTATAGATAGAAGCCCTGTTTCCATTTTGAAATGCTTTAAACGAGGGAAAAATCTCCTCGTCTGCTTCTCCTTCGCAGCAGTTCTTACAACGGGGGGAACCAACCGGGCTCTTCTGCTTTTAAAGGGAAACCGGTCTTCTTGTGCTCTCCTTCCCTCCGGCTCGTAGGCCGCAGAAGGGCGGTCGGGGGGGCCCAGCCCATACTTGGGGCTGGGGGCCCCCGAGCCCCAGCCCCAAGTATGGGCTGGGGCTCGGGGGCCCCCAGCCCCAAGTATGGGCTGGGGGCCCCAAACCCCGAGCCTCTCCTTAGGCTCGTAGGACGCCCTTCTGCGGCCTACGAGGGGAAAGCCTTTAAGGGAACCAGCCGGTCTTCATATTTCTCTTTTCTTATTTATAGAGGCCCTTCTTCCTTAAATGCTTTTTACGGAACCAAAATTTCTCTTATCTTATAGTGGCCCTGTTTCCATTTTTAAATGCTTTAAACGAGGGGTTTTCCTTTTCTCTTATAGAGGAACTATAAATAAAAAAAATAAGGGTGTTTAATAAGAGCAAACCGGTTCTTGCAGAAAGGAACCCTATGAAAATAAGGGTGTTCCTTCTTGCTGGTTCTTATAAGAAGAGCGGAAAGGCCACTATAAATAAGGGTGTTCCATCTTGCTGGTTCTTATAAGAAGAGCGGAAAGGCCTGCTCCAAAAAACTAAGGGTGTACCTTTTTGCGGGTTTAGAGCAGTTCTTAAGTTGATAAGAGCGGAAAGGCAAAAATAAGGCTGTTCCTTCTCTTTGGTTTATAGGAGCAACAAAATAAATAAGATAAGAGGAAACCTCCCTTTTCGGTTTATGACCGCGCGTATCTTATAGGTAGGAGGGAAACCGGCTTAATAAGAATGGAAAGGATTTTTTAGACTTTTCTAGTCATTAAAGAAAATTGAAACCAGTATTTCTCTAAACCGCGGGTTCTTTTCCTTCTGCCACTGAAAGGGTCGAGTCTCATCAGCCGGTTCTTCTAGGAATTTGGGCTCTTACTTGTTAGGTCCGCCCTTCTTTCCCCTCGCTGGCCCCTCGATGGCCGGGGTGGCCATCGAACCCGGGGCTCGATGGCCGCCCCTTCTGCGGCCATCGAGGGGGTGGGTTCGATGGCCACCCCGGCCCTTCCTTCTACCCTCCGGCTCCTCTACCACTTCGTTCCCTCCGGTTCGGTCCGGCTATGTTTTCTCCACCCCCTCGATGGCCGGGGGCGGCCATCGAGCCCCTCCGGTTTAAAACTAAGTATAGCTAGACCCCTTCGGTCTATACTTAGGTTTAAGCCGGACCGGAGGGACCGAAGGGTAGCAGAGCGTAAGAGGCCGGAGGGGTAGAGGAAAACATAGGAAGAGGGGCCAGCGAACCCTTGGTTTTTCCCATTATAATTAACTATAACTAAGTTATAGTTAATTATAATGGTCGGGGGCCCCTAGACCGAAGGGTCCCAGACTTGGGGCTAGGGGCCCCCGAGGAAAAAAACAAGGAAGAGCCCTGCTTGCAGAAACCGCAGTTCTGAAACCGGGTCTACTTAAAGGATTCTTACTTACTTATAAGTAAGCCAGTAGCAGACGGAAGGGCTGGTTATAGGAAAAGAAACCGCTTCTACTTAGTTAGAAAAGAAGGTGTTCCTGAAACCGGGTGAAACGAAACAACAGGCTTGCTTAGAGCACCTTACTTACTTATAAGTAAGAAAATAGAGGAATAGTTAAAGTTTCTTATAAGTAAGTAAGAAAGGGTTTTTAATTTAATAAGAGCAGGCTGCTGGTTTCCTGCGATGTGCATAGAGCAGTTCTAAGGAGCGGTTTCTGCTATGGAACCAGCAGGAAAATGCTATTTCTACCCTTTCCTTAAAAGGCAGGGTGTTCCTTCCTCTTCTCTTCCTCCGCTTTACCTCCGGGCTCGTAGGCCGCCCTTCTTTCCCCTCTTCCTATGTTTTTCCCCTTATAATTAACTATAACAAAGTTATAGTTAATTATAAGGGGAAAAACATAGCCGGAGGGAAGAAGGGCCGGGGCTCGATGGCCGCCCTTCTTCCGAAGCAGCCATCGAGGGGGAAGAGGGGCTCGTAAGCTGCCCCCGGCCTACGAGGCAGAAGGGCGAGAAATTTTTACCATTATAAATAAGTTTAGCTAGACCCCTTCGGTCTAAACTTATTTATAATGGTAAAAATTCCTAGCCCATTAGAATTAACTATAACTAAGTTATAGTTAATTCTAATGGTCGGGGGCCCCTAGCCCCAACTTGGGGCTAGGGGCCCCCGAGGAAAAACCAAGGAAAGGCTCGGGGGGGGGGCCCAGCCCCAAGGCTGGGGCCCCCCCGACCGCCTTAAAAACCCTAGAGGGGGTTCGAGAGTTAGGTTAGCTTTGGTTTGTTTACTTGTTTATTTTAGGTACATTACTGCTTACAGGCTGCAGTAAAACCGAAGGGTACTGGCTTACTTACTTACTTACTTACTTACTTACTTACTTACTTATAAGAGAAAGGAGGATTTTTAAAGATATAGCAGTTCTTGAAAGTCTAAGAATTCGAAAAGGAATAAGTTGAGTTATCCAGTTTCCTTAAAAAGCTTATTAAAAACTTATAAGGAACAATCTGATGGTGCGTGTTGCACCTTGCTGCTGAAAAGGAGCTCCCGTAAAAAGGCTCTGTTTTTGCTTTTTGTTTATTTTACATTTTAAAGTTACTGCAGGAAACCCGAAGGGTACTGGCTTACTTATAAGAGAAAAGGAAGGGCTTTAAAAACGCCTAGAAAGGCTATTAGACGAAGGGAAAGAATAGAAGAGCAAGAACTGCTCTCGAAGGATCCAGGGCTTATTAAAAAAACGCATAAAGAAACCGCGCCTTTAAGCAAGCTTAAAGGAGGTCTCGAAGCAAGAAGCAGCAGGGGTCTTCTGCTACTCGAAGAGGGAAAATCTTTAAGAACACCCGAAACCGGCTTAGTTATTTACTTACTTACTTACTTACTTACTTACTTACTTATAAGAATCTGCTCCTCTTCTCCCTCCCCTCCTACCGCCCCTCCGGCTACGGTCCCTTCTTCCCTCCGAAGCAGCAACGGCTACGGCTACGGCTCCTTTAAGCTCCTTTAAGCTTCGGTAAAAGGCTATTAGAAGAAAGTAAGAAGGGCTTTTTACTTGTTTATTTTACATTTTAAAGTTAAAGTATGTTCTTCGGCTTAAAAACTTACTTACTTACTTATAAGTACGAGCAGGCTTTTAACATAAGAATACTGACTTACTTACTTACTTACTTACTTATAAGAGCCCTTCGATGCCGAACTCCTTTATAGAAGCCCTATCTCTTATAATACCCTTCTTTAGGCTGCTCTTCGGCTTTAAAGCAGAACTGCGGTGAACCAGCAGGTTGGCTGCAGGAATCGCTGCCCCCTCTTATTAGGGCTTAATGGGCTGTCCTTTTCCCATTATAATTAACTATAACTTAGTTATAGTTAATTATAATGGGCTTTCCCCTCTTCCCCCTCGATGGCCGCAGAAGGGGCGGCCATCGAGCCCCTCTTCCTATGTTTTTCCTCGGGGGCCCCTAGCCCCAAGTTGGGGCTAGGGGCCCCAACCCTTAAAACTAAGTTTAGCTAGACCCCTTCGGTCTAAACTTAGTTTTAAGGGTTGGGGGCCCCTAGCCCCAACTTGGGGCTAGGGGCCCCCGAGGAAAAACATAGGAGAGGCTCGGGGGCCCCAGCCCCAAGGCTGGGGCTCGGGGGCCCCCAGCCCCAAGTTGGGGCTGGGGGCCCCCAACCCCCGACCGGGTCTTGCTCTTCCTTGGAAAGATCCTTTTTAATGAACTATAACAAAGTTATAGTTCATTAAAAAGGATCTTTCCAAGCCGGACCGAAGGGAAGCCGGACCGGAGGGTAGGAGAGAAGGAAGGGCGCGGGGGCCCCAGCCCCAAGTATGGGCTGGGGCCCCCGACCGCCCTGTACTTGGTTTTTCCTCGGGGGCCCCTAGCCCCAAGTTGGGGCTAGGGGCCCCCAACCCTTAAAACTAAGTATAGCTAGACCCCTTCGGTCTATACTTAGTTTTAAACCGGAGGGGCTCGATGGCCGCCACCCGGCCATCGAGGGGGTGGAGAAAAACAAGGAAAGAAGGAGGTCGGGGGTTGGGGCCCCCAGCCCAAACTTGGGGCTGGGGGTCGGGGGCCCCTAGCCCCAACTTGGGGCAGGGGCCCGTCCTTGGTTTTTCCCATTAAAATGAACTATAACTTAGTTATAGTTCATTTTAATGGGAAAAACCAAGGACGGGCCCCTGCCCCAAGTTGGGGCTAGGGGCCCCCGACCCCCAGCCCCAAGTTTGGGCTGGGGGCCCCCAACCCCCGACCGACCTTCTTCCGGCCTACGAGGGGGGAAGCGGAGCAGCAGACATAATTAATTATATTTAAATATAATTATTTATAAGGGGCTTTCCTGCTTCTACGAGGGGTCCGAAGGGAGAATTTTTACCATAATAAATAAGTCCAGCTCCCTCCTTCCCTACGGCCCCGGCTCCGGCTTTGGCTTGACCCCTTCGGTCTAAACTTATTTATAATGGTAAAAATTCCTCTTTTAAAGGAGGGGAAGCGGAGCAGCAGTTCTGCCCCTCGTAGAAGAAGCCTGTCCCCTCTTCCTATGTTTTCCTCTTACGCTCTGCTACCCTTCGGCCTCTTACGCTTCGCTCCCTCCGGTCCGGCTTAAAACTAAGTTTAGCTAGACCCCTTCGGTCTAAACTTAGTTTTAAGCCGGAGCCTGGACCCTTTCTTTTCCTCTTACGCTTCGCTCCCTCCGGCTTATAAATAAGTTTAGACCGAAGGGGTCTAGCTAAACTTATTTATAAGGGGAAAACTTCCTCGCCCCTCGTAGGCCGGGGCGGCCTACGAGCCCGGAGGGGTAGAGGAAAACATAGCCGGACCGAACCGAAGCCGAAGCCGTACCGGAGCCGGAGCCGGAGGGTAGGAGGGAGGGAGCCGAAGGGTAGCAGAGCGTAAGAGCCGGAGCCGTACCGGACCGGAGGGTTGCCGGAGCCGTAGCCGTAGGGACCGAAGGGTAAGAGGGGAGGAAGGGAGACGAAGTGGTAGAGGGGAGGGGAGAGACGGACCGTACCGAAGCCGTAGCCGTAGGGAAGGAGGGAGAGCCGGACCGGACCGGAGGGAAGCCGGAGCCGTAGGGAACGAAGTGGTAGAGGGAAGGCCGGAGCCGTAGGGACCGGAGGGAAAGAGGGAAGGCCAGACCGGACCGGAGCCGGAGGGAAGAAGGGACCGTAGGGTAGAGCCGGACCGGACCGGAGGGAACGAAGTGGTAGAGGAGCCGGAGGGTAGAAGGAAGGGCCGCAGAAGGGCTCGATGGCCGCCCCTTCTGCGAAGCAGCCATCGATGGGGTGGCCATCGAACCCTTTTCCCATTATAAATAAGTTTAGTTAGACCGAAGGATCCTGGACTTATTTTTAATGGGGCTCTTACCCTCGTAGAAGAAGCCGCAGAAGGGTGGCCTACGAACCCTTTTCCCATTATAAATAAGTTTAGTTGGACTAAACTTATTTAATGGGAAAAACCAAGGAAAGGCTCGGGGGCCCCAGCCCATACTTGGCAGAAGGCTGGGGTTGGGGGCCCCTGCCCCAACTTGGGGCTGGGGGCCCCCGAGCCCCCGAGCCCCAGCCTTCTGCCAAGTATGGGCTGGGGCCCCCGACCGCCCTTCTGCGGCTTCTTCTACGAGGGGAAAAACCAAGGAAGGGAAAAAACAAGGAAGAGCCTTAAAGAAGGAGGAAGTTTTCCCATTATAAATAAGTCCAGGATCCTTCGGGGTTCGATGGCCACCCCCCCCTGGCCATCAAAGGGGCTCTTCCCCTCTTCCTATGTTTTCTCCACCCCTCCGGCTAAAACCTAAGTTTAGACCGAAGGGGTCTAAACTTAGGTTTTAGCCGGAGGGGTGGAGAAAACATAGGAAGAGGGGTCTGACTAAACTTATTTATAATGGTAAAAATTCTCCTCCTTCGGGCTCTTCCCCTCGATGGCCCCTATATGGCCGGGGGGCCATCGAAGGGGCTCGATGGCCGCCCTTCTTCCGGCCATATAGGGGCCATCGAACCCTTGGGCTCGATGGCCGCCCTTCTGCGGCCTACGAGGGGAAAGATCCATTAAAATGAACTATAACCTACTCAGTTATAGTTCATTTTAATGGATCTTTCCAAGCCGGACCGAACCGAAGCCGAAGCCGTACCGGACCGGAGGGTAGGAGAGGAGCCGAAGGGTAGCAGAGCGTAAGAGCCGGACCGGACCGGAGCCGAAGGGTAGGAGGGAGAGCCGGACCGGACCGGACCGGAGGGTAGGAGAGGAGAGCCGGAGGGTAGAAGGAAGGGAGGGGAGAGCCGTACCGGACCGAAGCCGTAGGGTAGGAGGGAGAGCCGGAGCCGTAGGGACCGAAGGGTAGCAGAGCGTAAGAGGGAACCGGAGGGAACGAAGTGGTAGAGGGAGCCGGAGCCGTAGCCGTAGGGGAGGAGGGAGGAAGGAAGGGCCGCCCCAGCTGCTTATACGAGGGGCGAGGACCCCTCGTATAAGCAGGCTCGATGGCCGCCCCTTCTGCGAAGCAGGGTGGCCTACGAACCCTTTTCCCATTTAAACGGATTATATTCAAATATAATCCGTTAAAATGGGAAACCGGACCTCACCGGTTCCCTACGGTGCTCTGGAACGAAGTGGTAGAGGCCGGAGGGAAAGAGGAAGCAGAGGAAAGCCGGAGGGGTTCGTAGGCCACCCCGGCTTCTTCTACGAGGGGAAAGCGGTGCTCGGGACCTTTCAGTCTCGTAGGCCGCCCTTCTGCGGCTTACGAGGGGAAGAGCAAGAACCCTCTTCCTCCGCTCTCCCTACCCTCCGGTTCGGTTTCCCATTATAAATAAATAAGTTTAGTCTAACTAAACTTATTTATTTATAATGGGAAACCGAACCGGAGGGTAGGGAGAGCGGTTCTTGCAGAAGAAAGGCCTGCTTGGGCTCGTAGGCCGCCCTTCTGCGGCCTACGAGGGTAAGAAGGGCGGTCGGGGGTTGGGGGCCCCCAGCCTTGGGGCTGTGGGTCTGGGGCCCCTAGCCCCAACTTGGGGCAGGGGCCCCCAAGCCCGTCCTTGGTTTTTCCTCGGGGGCCCCTAGCCCCAAGTTGGGGCTAGGGGCCCCCTTAAAACTAAGTATAGCTAGACCCCTTCGGTCTATACTTAGTTTTAAGGGGGCCCCTAGCCCCAAGTTGGGGCTAGGGGCCCCCGAGGAAAAACCAAGGAAGAGCCTTTCCTTGGTTTTTCCTCGGGGGCCCCTAGCCCCAAGTTGGGGCTAGGGGCCCCCGACCATTATAATTAACTATAACTTAGTTATAGTTAATTATAATGGTCGGGGGCCCCTAGCCCCAACTTGGGGCTAGGGGCCCCCGAGGAAAAACCAAGGCAGAGCGAACCGAAAATTCCTGCTATGTCCTCCTGATATGTGCTGCTCTTCGGCTTAAAACCCGAAAGCTCCTGCCCTTTATGTGCTCCTGCTATGTGCTCCTGCTATGTGCAAAACTTGGCGGTTTCTTCTGCTGCTTCGAAAAAAACGAATGTGCTACCCTCCTGCTATGTGCTCCTGCCAAATATGTGCTACTGAAAGGACCGGTGCTCCTACCTACTAGGTGCTCCTGCTATGTGCCTTCTTATAAGTGCTCTCCCATAGTGCTTTTGCTATGTGCTCTCCCTATGGGCAGCGTAGCAGCAAACAAAGAATGGAACGAGGGAAGGGGAAACCTCTCCATAGCTTAGGTGCAAGAGGGGGCTTCTCCGCCGAAAAGGCCCAAAAGGAAAACCTACTAGCTGCTCCTGCTATGTAAGATTCTTGCAGTTCACCCGTCCCTTTATGGAAGTTCTTAAGTTTTCTTAAAGCCGAAGAGCAGCTCTCCCCTCTTCCTATGTTTTCTCCCCTCCCCTCTTACGCTCTGCTACCCTTCGGTCCCTACGGCTCCGGCTCTTACGCTCTGCTACCCTTCGGTCCCTACGGCTCCGGTCGGGGGCCCCAGCCCCAACTATGGGCTGGGGCCCCCGAGCTCCGGCTTATAATAAACTATAACAAAGTTATAGTTAATTATAAACCGAAGGGGTGGAGAAAACATAGGAAAGGCTCGGGGGGGGGCCCCAGCCCATACTTGGGCTGGGGCCCCCGAGCCCCAGCCCCAAGGCTGGGGCTCGGGGGCCCCAGCCCCAAGTATGGGCTGGGGCCCCCCGACCGCAGAAGGGCGGCCTACGAGCCCGGAGGAAAGAACTGCTGCTATGGAAAGAGCAGCAGACAACTCCGGGTGGCCCATTGTGCTCTCCCATTGTGCTCCTGTTATGTGCTCCTGCTATCTGCTCCTGCTATGGGAACAAAGAATGGAAGACCCGAAAGCTATGTGCTCCTGCTATGAAAGATTTGGCCATAGAACTCCTTGTGGTTCCCCCATTGTGCTCCTACGATGGAAGTTTTGTTCCACATATAAGGAAAGCTATGTGCACGTATTAGGTGATCCTACCTATAAGAGGATTCCTTAAAAAAAAGAGGATCCGGCTGCTCCGAGGGAGAAAGCATTCGGGGAGCAATCCTCCTAATAAATTTTTGCTTTGCTTCGAAGAAACCGCTCCTCATTTTAAACCAGCCTTCCCGGTGATCTCCTTCGGCGAACAAAGGGCTTTTAAAAGGAAAGAGAAGCACCGGTTTCCATTTCCTTTCCTTAATATACTTATATTTATTTACCGAAGGGTACTGGCTTACTTACTTATAAGTAAGTAAATAAGTAATCCTGCTCCTAATTTGTGCTTTTAACTTTCTCCTATAGCACCCGACCAGACCGTCTAACGCGTATCCGGTTTCCATTTCCTTTCCGCAGAAGGGCTTCTTATAAGTAAGCCGTTGTACTGGCTTACTTCCCTATGGTCGGGGCGTCTATAAGTTTGACGAACAAGGGAAGAAATGGAAAGCAGGTGTTCTTCCTTCGCCTAGTAGACTTCCTGCTCTAAGCTACTTATACGTAACTAAGTACGAGCCGGAGGGAAGGAGACCAGAATAATCTTCTTACTTACCGAAGGGTACTGGCTTACTTATAAGTAACAAAGGGTTCTATCTAATAAGGGGAAATAGATGGGGGACTGTGCTTCTGCTATAAGCTACTTCCTTATAAGTAACCCAGTACCCTTCCCTCCTACCCTCCGGCACTGAAAGGGTCGAGTCTCTTATAAGTAGCCTGTCCCCTCGTAGAAGCAGCCGGAGCTCGATGGCCGCTCGGGGGCTCGGGGGCCCCCAGCCCCAAGTTGGGGCAGGGGCCCCCAACCCCAGCCCATAGTTGGGGCTGGGGCTCGGGGGCCCCTGCCCCAAGGATGGGCTGGGCCCCCCCGACTCGGGGGGGCCCCAGCCCATAGTATGGGCTGGGGGCCCCCTACCCTGTCCTTGTTTTTTCCATTAAAACTAAGTATATACCGAAGGGGTCTAGCTATACTTAGTTTTAATGGAAAAAACAAGGACAGGGCTCGATGGCCGCCCCTTCTGCGGCCATCGAGGGGGTGGCCACCCCCGGCCTACGAGGGGGCTCTTCCCCTCTTCCTATGTTTTTCCCCTTATAATTAACTATAACAAAGTTATAGTTAATTATAAGGGGAAAACATAGGAAGAGGGGAAAGGCTTCTTATACGAGGGGAAGGGAAAACCCAAGGACAGCAGCAGAAGAACCGCCTTTAAAAGTTTAAGCCGAAGAGAAGCCGTTGCGGAGCGACCGGTCGCGCCGAACCGGCTTCTCTTCGGCTTAAACGCCGGTGCTTGGAGAGAAATGGAACTAGAGCAGGTGCCTACAAGCCTAGGAATCCTACTTAATTACTTACTTACTTACTTATAAGAGCAGGAAATGTTAATGCCCCTTTCTTTCGGCTCGTCTGCCGGGAGTTTCTGAAGGGCCTACTCTTAACAAACCGAAGGGTACAAAAGAACCGAAGGGTCTTCTGCAGGCCGTAGGGTACAGAAGACCAAACAACCAATATGGGGCGCCCTTCTGCCTCAAGAACTGCGCGCGCCTTTAAAAGGAGCCCCCGGTGCTTGGAGCCGAAAAGGGGAGCGGCCCTATAGCCCCTTAAAGGAGCATCAACGCTTGTAGTTCTCTTTCCACTGAAAGGTTTGTATAGAGACGGGCTCTTATAAGTAAGTAAGAAGCCCCCCTACGGTTTTAAGGCGACAAACCTTCCCCTTAAAAAGAAGGAGGCTGCCGCAGTTCGTCCTTGGTTTTTCCTCGGGGGCCCCTAGCCCCAAGTCTGGGACCCTTCGGTCTAGGGGCCCCCGACCATTATAATTAACTATAACTTAGTTATAGTTAATTATAATGGTCGGGGGCCCCTAGACCGAAGGGTCCCAGACTTGGGGCTAGGGGCCCCCGAGGAAAAACCAAGGGTGGCTACCCCCTCGATGGCCCCTCGATGGACGGGGGGGCCATCGAACCCGGAAGAAGGGCGGCTCGGGGGCCCCAGCCCCAAGTATGGGCTGGGGCCCCCGACCCTTCCTTCCTTCTCTCTCTCCCCTCTTACGCTTCGCTCCCTACGGCTACGGCTCCGGTCCGGCTCCTCTACCACTTCGTTCCCTCCGGTCCGGTCCGGCTCTCCCCTCCCCTCTACCACTTCGTCTCCCTTCCTCCCCTCTTACCCTTCGGTCCCTACGGCTACGGCTCCGGCTACCCTCCGGTCCGGTACGGCTCCGGCTCTCTCTTTCTGCTACCCTTCGGCTCTTCTCCTACCCTCCGGTCCGGTACGGCTTCGGCTTCGGTCGGGTCTGGCTCTCCCTTCTACCCTCCGGCTCTACCCTACGGTCCTCTCCTTCGGTCCGGTTCGGTTCGGTCCGGCTTGGAAAGATCCTTTTTAATGAACTATAACTTTGTTATAGTTCATTAAAAAGGATCTTTCCCCGCGTAGGCCGGGGCGGCCTACGAGCCCAAGGAAGAACCCCTTCGATGGCCAACCCGGCCATATAGGGGGCATCGAGGGGAAGGCAGAAGAAGAGCCTATAAAAGAGGAATTTTTACCATTATAAATAAGTTTAGTTAGACCGAAGGGTCTTTCCTTGGTTTTTCCCTTCCCCTCTTCCCCTCGTAGGCTCGGGGGCCCCAGCCCCAAGTTGGGGCTGGGGCCCCCGAGCCTACGAGGGGAAGAGGGGAAGGGAAAAACCAAGGAAAGCCAGGTTCCCAGCCGGTTCCCTCTTATAAGGATTTCTCCGAAGAAGGGGCGGTTTACAGAAGGGCCCACTCTTATATATATATATAAGTTTGGGGGAGTAGGCCCTTCTCTCTTTCCCTTCGGGAAAGCAAGCATACGGGCGACCCTTTTTAAAGACCGCGCGTTCTACTACTCTTAACAAAAAAAACAACCCAACCGTAGGGTAGCAAACTTATAAACAAAATACCAAAAAAAACAAATAAGAGCCCGACAGACTCTTAACAAAAAACCTTATAAGCCGAAGGGGGGAGGGATAGAGTGTCCCCCTCTTATAAGTAAGTAAGAAGCCTATTTATGGTTCTGCTACTCTTAACAACCAACATACCAAACCGAAGGGTACAGAAGACCAACATACCAAACAACATAGCAACAAAAAAACAAATAAGAGGCAGCAAAGAATCCAAGCACCCCGACAGACTCTTAAGAAACCGAAGGGTACAGGCTTATAAACCGAAAAGTGACAAAAACCCCGAAAAGGGGCAAAAACCCGAAAGGGCAAACAAGAGTGGCCTCCCCTATAAGAAGCTGGGCTATTTCGGTTTCTGCTACTCTTAACAAACAACCATACCGAAAAGGGGCAACATACCAAACTACCAAACAACCAACCCGAAGGGTACAGGCAACATACCAAACAACCAACAACAAAAAAACAAATAAGAGGGGCTCTTCTTCTGCCAGAACTGCAAGAACCCCCTCTTACTTATAAGTAAGAAGCTGGGGTTCTTCCCCTGAAGGCGGTTCTGCTACTCTTAACAAAGAGTAGGGGGGAAACAAATAAGAAACGATATAGATCCGGCTATTCCTATAAGTAAGTAAGAAGCTGGGGAATTCTTAGTAAGTAGGCCCATTAAGTCTACGCAGAAGGCTCTTCTGCAAGCAGCGGCGGATCTTAAGTTCTAGCCCATTAAGACTACGGCTCTTCTTTAAAAGGCGGGGTCTTATTAAGAGTTCTATCCCATTTAGCCTACGGAAACAGCGGGGGTCTTCCTTCTTTTCGGCAGAAGGGCGGGTTCTCTCTTTCCCTTCGGTTAAGGCAGAAGGGATTAAAAAGTAAAGAAGGGCGGTAGGGGTTTGGGGGCCCCAGCCCATACTATGGGCTGGGGCCCCCGAGCCCCAGCCCATAGTATGGGCTGGGGTTGGGGGCCCCTAGCCCCAACTTGGGGCTAGGGGCCCCCGAGCCCCCAAACCCCGAGCCTCTTATAAGGCGGTTTCCGGATTGCTACTCTTAATAAGATAAGATAAGATAAGATAAGATAAGATAAGATAAGATAAGACAAGATAAGATAAGATAAGATAAGATAAGAGTGGGCCCCTCTTATAAGTAAGCCGGTTTCGGGTGTTCTTAAAGGAAAAGGCATTCGGTTCTTGCTCTAGTCCTTTCGGTAACCCGCTCTTATAAGAAGAAATCCTCTATAGATTTGCATAGAGGGGTAAGGGAAGAGAGAGATACGGGCCTCCCTAATAGGTTTCGACCCCGCCCATTATAATTAACTATAACTAAGTTATAGTTAATTATAATGGGCGGGGTCGAAACCTATTAGGGAGGCCCGTATCTGAAGAAGAAGCCCTTTTTAAAAGGCCTTACCTTAAAACTAAAGAAGCAGCCCTGGTTACCTTTAAAATAAATAAGGGGCGCTTCTGCGTAGGAATAAAAATAAATAACGGGTACAAATAAGTAAATAAACGTGGTTCTGCTGGTTTCCCAAAAAAGTAAAGAAACGTGGTTCTGCTGGTTTCCCAAATAAGCCCGGGTACAAATAAGTAAACGGGGTTCTGCTGGTTTCCCAAAAAAGTAAGGGGTCGGGGGTTGGAGGCCCCAGCCCCAAGTATGGGCTGGGGCCCCCAACCCCCGAGCCCATTGCTCCCAAATAAGTAAATAAGGGGCGGCTGCAGGAGTCGCTGCGCCTTAAACCGAAGCCGTAGGGTAGGAGAAGAGGAAGTAATCCTTGAAAATAAGTAAATAAGGGTACAACTCAGTAAATAAGGGGCGGCTGCTTCGCTGATTCCCCCGAAGGAGTCCAAATAAGTAGAGAAGGGGCGCTTCTGCCGCCATCTTATAAGTTAATAAGGGGACCAGCCCCTCAGTAAGGGGTCGGGGGCCCCAGCCCATACTATGGGCTGGGGTTGGGGGCCCCTGCCCATACTTGGGGCAGGGGTTGGGGGCTCGGGGGCCCCTAGCCCCAAGTTGGGGCTAGGGGCCCCCAACCCCTGCCCATACTTGGGGCTGGGGGCCCGTCCTTGGTTTTCCTCCTTCCCTCCGGCTCTACCACTTCGTTCCCTCCGGCTCCGGCTTAAAACTAAGTATAGCTAGACCCCTTCGGTCTATACTTAGTTTTAAGCCGGAGCCGGAGGGAACGAAGTGGTAGAGCCGGAGGGAAGGAGGAAAACCAAGTATAGTCAGACTATACTTAGTTTTAAGGGGAAAAACCAAGGAAGGGCTTGGGGGCCCCTGCCCCAAGTTGGGGCTAGGGGCCCCCGACCCCAGCCCATAGTACGGGCTGGGGCCCCCGACCGCCCTTCTGCGGCCTACGAGCCGGAGGGAAGGAGAGAGGGGAACCGGAGGGTAAGAGGACTGTACTTATATTTTTATAATGGTAAAAATTCCTAGCCGCCGGTGCGGAGCAACCGGCATTTGCTCCGCACAAGAAGACCGGTTTCCCCCCCCCGAAAAGGGAGGTTTCCCTTAAGAGCCCACTGAACTCCTTAAAGGGCTCTGGCTTACCGTAGGGTACTTACTTATAAGAGGCCGTTCTAATCTTTTCCCCACTGAAAGGGTCGAGTCTCATCAGCCGGGGGTTCTTCTAGGAATTTTTACCATTATAAATAAGTTTAGTTAGACTAAACTTATTTATAATGGTAAAAATTCTACCTTTCCTTGGTTTTCTCCTCCCCTCCGGCTTAAAACTAAGTATAGCTAGACCCCTTCGGTCTATACTTAGTTTTAAGCCGGAGGGGAGGAGAAAACCAAGGAAGACCCCTCGTAGAAGCAGGCTCTTCCTTGGTTTTCTCCTCCCCTCCGGCTTAAAACTAAGTATAGACCGAAGGGGTCTAGCTATACTTAGTTTTAAGCCGGAGGGGAGGAGAAAACCAAGGAAGGGCTCGGGGGTCGGGGGCCCCAGCCCATACTTGGGGCTGGGGCCCCCGAGCCCCAGCCCCAAGTATGGGCTGGGGCCCCCGACCGCCCCTTCTGCAAGCAGGCCTCTCCTATGTTTTTCCCCTTATAATTAACTATAACAAAGTTATAGTTAATTATAAGGGGAAAAACATAGGAAGGAAGAGGGGGCTCTTCCTTGGAAATTCCCTTTTTAATGAACTATAACAAAGTTATAGTTCATTAAAAAGGGAATTTCCAAGGAGAGGCTCGGGGGGGGGCCCAGCCCATAGTATGGGCTGGGGCTCGGGGGCCCCAGCCCATACTATGGGCTGGGGCCCCCGAGCCAACGAGGGGGGGTGGCCTACGAACCCTTGTTTTTTCCCATTATAATTAACTATAACTAAGTTATAGTTAATTATAATGGGAAAAAACAAGGAAAGCTTTTTAAGGCGAAGCAGCCGGCCTTTCCTTGGTTTTCCCTTCCTTGGTTTTTCCCATTTTAAATAAGTTTAGCTAGACCCCTTCGGTCTAAACTTATTTAGAATGGGAAAAACCAAGGAAGGGAAAAAACAAGGAAGAGCCCATAGATCCCATGGAAGAAGAACGCCCTTTTAGATGGTTTAAATTAAAAGTTAACAATAATAATTAAAGGGGTTCTCTTGCAATGGGCCCCTTATTAGCAGAAGAGAAGGCTCTTATAAGTAAGTAAGTAAGTAAGTAAGACCACAATTTTAACTGGTAACCGATATAGCACGAAAGCGACAGGGGGCACTGCAAGATTCGCCGCCAAGGAAATAGAAGTGGGCCCCTTCTAACGCGCGGTTCCCCTTCTGCGGAGGTTTCCCTTAAGAGCCCACTGAACTCCTTCCCTTTAAAGCACCCATGACCTATAAGTTTAAAATAAAAGTTAACAATAATAATTAAAGTTTAAAGAGAAAGGGCAACCCTTCTCTTATAAACTGCTGGTTCCCTTTAAGGGGTCGACGGAAGCCCCCTTCTTCTACCACAGAGAGCACAAGACTTATAAGTAAGTAAGCCAGTCCGCTTCGCTAAGTAAGTAAGCCAGTACGCTTCGCTAAGCCAGTACGCTTCGCTAACCGAAGGGTAGTGGGCCAGTCCGCTTCGCTAAGTAAGTAAGTAAGAGAGTAAGTAAGCCAGTACGCTTCGCTAACCGAAGGGTAGTGGGCCAGTACGCTTCGCTAAGCCAGTCCGCTTCGCTAAGTAACCGAAGGGTAGTGGGCCGTCCTTGGTTTTTCGGCCCCCAGCCCCAAGTTGGGGCTGGGGGCCCCCGACCATTAAAATTAACTATAACCTGGTTATAGTTAATTTTAATGGGAAAAACCAAGGAAACGCTTCGCTAAGTAACCGAAGGGTAGTGGGCCAGTACGCTTTGCTAAGCCAGTACGCTTCGCTAACCGAAGGGTAGTGGGCCAGTACGCTTCGCTAAGTAAGAGAGCAGATTAGAACGCGCGCCTTAAAAAGGAGGGTGGCTGCTTCTGTCCTTGGTTTTTCCCATTATAATTAACTAGAACTAAGTTATAGTTAATTATAATGGTCGGGGGCCCCTAGCCCCAACTTGGGGCTAGGGGCCCCCGAGGAAAAACCAAGGACAGCCCCGCCCTTCTGCCGGAAGAAAAGGGAGGTTTCCCTTAAGAGCCATGCCCTTCCTTGCTTCTTATAAGTTTTTTTGTTTCCCTTTTTGGACCGCCATTAACTGGTAACCCTTATTAGCAGAAGAGAAGGCGACAGGGGGCCAAGGAATAAGAAGTTCCTGCGGCGCCCCTACTAACGACAAGAACCCCATCCTTACTTATATGTAGCCCACTGAACTCCTACCCTTTAAAGCACCCATGCCTTAATAAGTTTAAAAGTTAACAATAATAATTACCGAAGCTTAAAGGAGAGGAGCCGTAGCCGTACCGGAGCCGTAGCCGTACCGGAGCCGGAGCCGGAGGGAACGAAGTGGTAGAGCCGGACCGGAGGGAAGGAGAGGAGGGGAGGCGAAAAGAGAGAGCCGGACCGGAGCCGGAGCCGTAGGGAACGAAGTGGTAGAGCCGGACCGGAGGGAAGGAAGGGACCGTAGGGGAGGGGAGAGCCGGACCGGAGGGAAGCCGTAGGGAAGAAGGAAGGGAGGGGAGAGAACCGGAGCCGTAGCCGTACCGGAGCCGGAGCCGTAGGGAAGGAGGGAGGGAGGCGAAAAGAGAGAGCCGGAGGGTAGGAGGGGAGCCGTAGCCGGAGGGGCGGTAGGAGGGTAGGGAGGGAGAAAGAAACCGGAGGACTGGCATTTCTTATTAAATTAAACTGCTGGTGTTCTTGCTGTTCTTCTTTAAACGCCGAAGAACCCCCTCTTCGGCTTCTTCTTTCCACCGCTTTCCCTCCGGTTTCCCATTATAATTAACTATAACTAAGTTATAGTTAATTATAATGGGAAACCGGAGGGAAAGCGGAGGACAGCCCTCCGAAGGAAAGGTCACGGAAGAATTATTATAAGAACGCCCTGCTTAGAACCATAAAGTAGCACAGATCCGGAGCACCCTTGCTATAATTTGTTTCTCTTATAAGTAAGTAAGTAAGTAAGTAAGAGAGTACCCTACGGTAAGCTAGAAAGAGAGTAAGAGAGTAAGAGAGTACCCTACGGTAAGCTAGTAAGAGAGTAAGAGAGTAAGAGAGTAAGAGAGTAAGTTAGAGAGTAAGAGAGTAAGAGAGTAAGTAACCTTACTTATAAGAAGTCTTGGAGTTAGGGGTACTGAAAGTCAAAAAGGCCACTGAAAGGTCTGGAAGGCGGCTACGCTGCCAGTTCAGGCCTTTCTTCTTGGTGTTCCGCAGTACTGTAAGGTCACTTATAAGTAATTACTCATAAGAGCTGCCGCCCTCGGAGTTTCAGGCCTTTCAGTGGCATTGAAAGGTCTTCTGCTGCAGCAGGACTGAAAGCGGAGCCAGAGTCTTACTAATAAGTGACCTTTCAGTCTAATAAGTGTAAGTGTAAGTGGGCCACTGAAAGGACTGAACGGAGCCCACTTACAAAAGGAGCAAAGAAAAAGGCAAAGAAAAAGGCAAAGAAAAAGGCAAAGAAAAAGGCAAAGAAAAAGGCAAAGAAAAAGGAAAAGAAAGAGCAAAAAGGAACAGCAAAGAAAAAGGCAAAGAAAAAGGCAAAGAAAAAGGCAAAGAAAAGGAATAGCAAAGAAAAAGGCAAAGACTTTTAAAAAGGGAACCAGCAACCGAAAATGCCAGGATCCTACGGTCTTACTTCCTTATAAGTGACCTTTCATTCCCTTTCAGTCCTTACTTATAAGACCGAAGGGTCCTAGCTTATAACTAGACCTTTCCGTGGCCCCTAGACCGCAGGGGCTGCTTCGCCGCCAGAGTATGGGCCTGGCATTTGACCTTTCAGTGCCCCGAACCCAAGACTAAAAGGTCTACTTACTTATCTTATAAGACCGAAGGGTACTAGAAGGACTGAAAGGGCTGGCCTTCAAGAAGAAGACCCTTTCAGTAGTTTTCCTATTCTAAATAACTCTAGTATAACTAAAGTTATTTAGAATAGGAAAAGGAGGGGGAGCCGTTCCCTTGCTCCTTTGTTTCATAGCGTAAGAGCGGCTTTCCCCTCTTCCTATGTTTTCTCCCTCCTTCCCTACGGCTCCGGCTTAAACCTAAGTTTAGACCGAAGGGGTCTAGCTAAACTTAGGTTTAACCCGGAGCCGTAGGGAAGGAGGGAGAAAACATAGGAGAGACTTGGGGGCCCCAGCCCCAAGGCTGGGCCCCCCCCGACCGGTTCTTGCTATATGGCCGCTCGGGGCCCCAGCCCCAAGTATGGGCTGGGGCTCGGGGGCCCCCAGCCCATAGTATGGGCTGGGGGCCCCCCGACCCTGTCCTTGTTTTTTCCTTTAAAACTAAGTATAGACCGAAGGGGTCTAGCTATACTTAGTTTTAATGGGGCCCCTAGCCCCAACTTGGGGCTAGGGGTTGGGGGCCCCTGCCCCAACTTGGGGCTAGGGGCCACCCCGAGAAAAAACAAGGAAAGAAGGAGGCCATCGAGCCCCGGGTTCGATGGCCACCCCGGCCATCGAGGGGCCATCGAGGGGAAAGCCCTGAAGAACAGCACCTGCCTTCTAGTACCCTTCGGTCTTAAAAGGAAAAGGCTCCCCCTCCTTTTCTTCTTATAAATAAGTTTAGTTCTACTAAACTTATTTATAAGAAACCTACTGAAAGGGTCTTCTTCTTTAAGGCCCTAGAAGAACCCCCGCTACGTCTGGGGCTCGTACTAGCCCGCTTTTCTGCTGCGAAGGAGGCTTACGAGGTTTGGTCTAGGGGCCAGTGAAAGGGGGTCTTCTGCGGGCAGCCCCTCTATGCCGGGCCCCATCTTATTAAGAAGCAGCCTATAGAAGGGCGGGCTACGAGGGGATCGTACTAGCCTAGCCCTGAAAGTCCTAATAAGAGGGGGCACCCCTTTTATTAAGAAGCAGCATAGAGATGGGCCGTTATAGAAGAGTGGGCCCCCTCTTATTAAGAAGCAGCCTATAGAAGGGCGTACTACGAGAAGAACGAGAACTGCCTTCGAGAGAAGGGTGGGCTACTCTTAATAAGATAAGAGTGGGCCCTATAGGGTGCCATTAAGGGCTAGGGTTTCTTCTTTCCTCCGCTTTCCCTCCGGGCTCGTAGGCCGCCCTTCTTTCCCCTCGATGGCCACACCGGCCCTTCCTTCTACCCTCCGGCTACCCTTCGGTCCGGCTATGTTTTCTCCACCCCCTCTTCCTATGTTTTTCCCCTTTAACCTAAGTATAGACCGAAGGGGTCTAGCTATACTTAGTTTTAAACCGAAGGGGCTCGATGGCCGCCCCCGGCCATCGAGGGGGTGGAGAAAACATAGCCGGACCGAAGGGTAGCCGGAGGGTAGAAGGAAGGGCCGGGGTCGGCCATCGAGGGGGTGGAGAAAACATAGGAAGAGGGGAAGGCCTTTCCTTGGTTTTTCCCTTCTAAATAAGTTTAGACCGAAGGGGTCTAGCTAAACTTATTTATAATGGAAAAACCAAGGGTGGCTCTTCCTTGGTTTTTCCCCTTAAAACTAAGTATAGTCTGACTATACTTAGTTTTAAGGGGAAAAACCAAGGACGGGCCCCAGCCCCAAGGCTGGGTCCCCCCGACCACCCCCTCGATGGCCTCCTTCGGCGGGCGGCCATCGAGCCCCCGGCCTCCTTTGGCGGGCGGCCAACGAGCCCCCTCTTCCTATGTTTTCTCCCCTCCTCTCCTTCTCTCCGGTCCGGCTCTTACGCTCTGCTACCCTTCGGTCCCTACGGCTCCGGCTCCGGCTTATAATTAACTATAACAAAGTTATAGTTAATTATAAACCGAAGGGGTGGAGAAAACATAGGAAGAGGGGCTCAATGGCCGCCCTTCTTACGAAGCAGCCATCGAGGGGGTAGAGGGGCTCGTAGGCCGCCCCCGGCCTACGAGGCAGAAGGGCGAGGAATTTTTACCATTATAAATAAGTTTAGCTAGACCCCTTCGGTCTAAACTTATTTATAATGGTAAAAATTCCTAGCCCATTAGAATTAACTATAACTTAGTTATAGTTAATTCTAATGGTCGGGGGCCCCTAGCCCCAACTTGGGGCTAGGGGCCCCCGAGGAAAAACCAAGGACAGTAGCAGCCGGTGTTCTTCGGAGCAACCGGTTGCTCCGCACCGGCCTACTCTTAACAAATAAGAACATAAGAACCCCCCCCCCTCTTATAAGGGCTTTAAGGAAGAAGGGCGGGCTACTTAAAGAGGGGCCCCTCGTAGGCTTTAAAAATGGCTCCTCTTCTGCTTCGGCTCCGGGGGGGGGGGGCGCGGCCTACTCTTAACAAACAAACCGTAGGAGGGCAAACAAACCGAAAAGGAAAGAACAAAGGGGGAACCACAGGCAAACAAATAAGAGTGCCCTATAGGGGCTTGAAAAATAGAAGAAGGGTGTTCCAACCAAGCAGGCCTACTCTTAATAAACAAACAAACAAATAAGAACCCCCAGCCCATTATAATTAATTCTTATAAGTTATGATGGGCTGGCCCATTCCCTTTTAGTACCCTTCGGTTTACTCTTTGTTTGGAGCACCAATTATAATTAACTATAACTAAGTTATAGTTAAGTATAAAAGGGCTTTCCCCTCTTCCTAGGTTTTCTCCCTCCCCTCTCTAGCTTCGCTCCCTACGGCTCCGGCTCCGGCTTAAACCTAAGTTTAGACCGAAGGGGTCTAGCTAAACTTAGGTTTAAGCCGGAGCCGTAGGGAAGGAGGGAGAAAACATAGCCGGACCGAACCGGAGGGAACGAAGTGGTAGAGGAGCCGGACCGGACCGGACCGGAGGGAAGGAGACGAAGTGGTAGAGGAGCCGGACCGGACCGGAGGGTAGCCGGAGCCGTAGGGAACGAAGTGGTAGAGGGAAGGGAGAGAAGGAAGGAAGGGCCGAGGCTCTTCCTTGGTTTTTACCCTCAAAACTAAGTATAGTCTGACTATACTTAGTTTTAACGGGAAAAAACAAGGAGAGGCTCGGGGGCCCCAGCCCCAAGGCTGGGGATCGGGGGCCCCAGCCCCAAGGCTGGGGGCCCCCCGACCGCCCGCCGAAGGAGGCCGGGGGCTCGATGGCCGCCCGCCGAAGGAGGACATCGAGGGGGTGGTCGGGGGGGCCCAGCCTTGGGGCTGGGGGCCCCCGAGCCCCAGCCTTGGGGCTGGGGCCCCCGAGCCACCCTTGGTTTTTACCTTCCTTGGTTTTTCCATTCTTCTGCTTGGTTTTTACCTTCCCCTCGTAGAAGCAAAGAGCAGGGGTTCTTCTCGTAGGCTCGGGGGCACCAGCCCCAAGGCTGGGGCTCGGGGGCCCCCCGACCGCCCTTCTTCCGGGTTCGATGGCTCGGGGGCCCCAGCCCCAAGGCTGGGGTTGGGGGCCCCTGCCCCAACTTGGGGCAGGGGCCCCCGAGCCCCCGACCACCCCGGCCATCGAGGGGCCTACGAGGGGGGGTGGCCTACGAACCCTTGGTTTTTCCCATTATAAATAAGTTTAGTCTAACTAAACTTATTTATAATGGGAAAAACCAAGCCGGACCGAAGGGAAGGAGAGAAGGGCTCGGGGGCCTCAGCCCCAAGTATGGGCTGGGGCCCCCGACCGCCCTTTTTAAGAAGTAGGCCATCGAGGGGGCTCTTCTTCTGCTCCGCTTCCCCTACGGTTTCCCATTATAATTAACTATAACTAAGTTATAGTTAATTATAATGGGAAACCGTAGGGGAAGCGGAGGAAAGGCTCGGGGGTTGGGGGCCCCAGCCCATACTTGGGGCTGGGGCCCCCGAGCCCCAGCCCCAAGTATGGGCTGGGGCCCCCAACCCCCGACCGCCCCTTTAAGCCTACGAGGGGAAGAACTGCTGCTTGTTTTTTCCCATTATAAATAAGTTTAGTTAGACTAAACTTATTTATAATGGGAAAAGGAAGGGAAAAAACAAGGACGGCTCTTCCTTTTCCCATTATAATTAACTATAACTAAGTTATAGTTAATTATAATGGTCGGGGGCCCCTAGACCGAAGGGTCCCAGACTTGGGGCTAGGGGCCCCCGAGGAAAAAACAAGGACGAACGAGCCCCCTCTTATTTATTTCTAGAGGCTTAATGGGCCGTTCGAAAAGAACCCTTCCTTCTGCCACTGAAAGGGTCGAGTCTCATCAGCCTCCTCTTCTGCGACCTCCGCAGAAGGGGCTCCTTTTTAAGGAGGCGAAGCAGCCGGCTGATGAGATCCGAGCCCAAGAAATAGAAGTTCCACGCTCTCCGGTTAGCTCTAAACACCCTTTCTCTTTTAAGTAGTAGCAGTTCTCTTTCTTCTTACTCTCTTATAAGTAAGTAAGTAAGTAAGTAAGTAAGAGTTTCCCTTAAAGGAAGGGTCTTCTGAAAGCAAGAACTGGTTTCTTCTTTCTATTTTTAATTACTAGAAGCTTTAACTTCTCCTCTTTCCTCTATGTGCTTACAGCCGGTTTCGTTTCACACCTTCTTTTCTAACTAAGTAGAAGCAATCCTAAATTTACTTATAAGTAAGAATCCTGGGCTCTTCCCCTCGTAGGCCGGGGCGGTCGGGGGCCCCAGCCCATACTTGGGGCTGGGGTCGGGGGCCCCCAGCCCCAAGTATGGGCTGGGGCCCCCAACCCCCGAGCCTCTCCTTGGAAATTCCCATTAAAATGAACTATAACTTTGTTAGAGTTCATTTTAATGGGAATTTCCAAGTAAGAGCCCCTTCGATGGCCCCTCGCTGGCCCCTATATGGCCGGGGTGGCCATCGAACCCGGGGCTCGATGGCCGCCCCCGGCCATCGAGGGGGTGGCCATCGAACCCAGCAGCAGGGGCTCGATGGCCGCCCGCCGGAGGAGGCCATCGAGGGGGTGGCCATCGAACCCCAAGCACCGCTTTCCCTCCGGCGAGTAATTTTTACCATTATAAATAAGTATAGTCTGACTATACTTATTTATAATGGTAAAAATTCCTAGCCCATTATAATTAACTATAACTAAGTTATAGTTAATTATAATGGGAAAAGGACAGCCCATTAAGCCCTAATAAGAGGGGAAGGATAGCAAGAATCACTCTTTCTCTTTTGGAATTACTAGAAGCACGCGGTTTCGCTTAAAGAAGGAAGAAGGAGGGGGTTCTTCTGCAGTAATCGCTGCCTTCTTCCGCTGTAAGAACTGCTGCGAAGGAGAAGCAGAAGAGCCCCTTCTTACTTTCCTCTCTTATCCCTTTCTTCTGCTACAAGCAAAAAACCGGGGGTTTCCTATTGCACCCTTTCTCTTAATAAGATAAGTAAGAGCAGTTCTGAAACCGCCCTTCTTACTTCCTTATAAGAGATCTGGAAGGGTCTTCTGAAAGCAAGAACCACTCTTTCTTATAAGTAAGTAGGAGCAGTTCTTGCTTAACTTCCTTTAAATAGCCCTTCTCTTTATGAAGGGTCTTCTGAAAGCAAGACCCGGTTTCCATTTTCTTTAATGACTGAAAGCACGCGGGGGTTCTTCTTTCCTTGTTTTTTCCTCGGGGGCCCCTAGCCCCAAGTCTGGGCGGGGCCGCCTTCGGTCTAGGGGCCCCCGACCATTATAATTAACTATAACTAAGTTATAGTTAATTATAATGGCATAAGAAAAGGAAGGCATTTTTCCCATTATAAATAAGTTTTGTTAGACCGACCGCAGGGTGCTGCTTCTTTCCCCTCGCTGGCCCCTCGATGGCCGGGGTGGCCATCGAACCCGGGGCTCGATGGCCGACCTGTCCTTGTTTTTCCTCTACCCCTCCGGCTCCCTTCTACCCTCCGGCTACCCTCCGGTCCGGTCCGGCTTAAACCTAAGTATAGACCGAAGGGGTCTAGCTATACTTAGTTTTAAACCGGAGGGGTGGAGAAAACATAGCCGGACTCGGGGTTTGGGGCCCCCAGCCCATAGTTGGGGCTGGGGCTTGGGGGCCCCAGCCCCAACTATGGGCTGGGGCCCCCAACCCCCGACCGAACCGAAGCCGTAGCCGTAGGGAACGAAGTGGTAGAGCCGGACCGGACCGGAGGGTAGGAGAGGAAGGGACCGTAGGGGAGGGGAGAGCCGGATCCGGAGGGAACGAAGTGGTAGAGGGAAGGAAGGGCAGGGGTGGCCATCGAACCCGAAGGAGGCCGGGGGCTCGATGGCCGCCCCTTCTGCGAAGCAGCCGGGGGCTCGTTGGCCGCCCCCGGCCAACGAGGGGGTGGCCATCGAACCCTATGTTTTTCCCTTTAAAAATAAGTTTAGACCGAAGGGGTCTAGCTAAACTTATTTTTAAAGGGAAAAACATAGCCGGACCGTACCGGAGGGAACGAAGTGGTAGAGGAGCCGGAGCCGTAGCCGTAGCCGTACCGGACCGGACCGGAGGGACCGAAGGGTAGCAGAGCGTAAGAGGCCGAAGGGTAGCAGAGCGTAAGAGGCCGAAGGGTAGCAGAGCGTAAGAGGCCGAAGGGTAGCAGAGCGTAAGAGCCGGACCGGACCGGAGGGTAGCCGGTGCCGTAGGGACCGAAGGGTAGCAGAGCGTAAGAGGGAAGGGAGAGGAGGGGAGGAAGGAAGGGCCGCTCGCCCCTATATGGCCGGTGTGGCCATCGAACCCGAAGGAGGCCGGGGGCCACCCCCTGGCCATCGAACCCCCGGGTTCGATGGCCACCCGGCTGCTTCAGCGAGGGGTCGGGGGTTGGGGGCCCCCAGCCCCAAGTTGGGGCTGGGGGCCCCCAACCCCCGAGCCATCGAGGGGAAAGCCCATTATAATTAACTATAACTAAGTTATAGTTAATTATAATGGTCGGGGGCCCCTAGACCGAAGGGTCCCAGACTTGGGGCTAGGGGCCCCCGAGGAAAAACCAAGGAAAGGCAGGTTTACCTAGCCCTTTAAGCCCTAATAAGAGGGGAAGGGTATTCTGAAAGCCCATTTAAGCTGCAGGATGCGGTTCCCCTTTCTCTTATAAGTAACTAAATACGAGCCTACCTAAACTTACATTCTTTCCCTTCGGCCTATAAGAGCTCCGGTTATTGGAACAAACACGTCTATGCTCTTCTAAGTAAACCTTTAAGGAGCACCCTTTCGGCTTGGATCAGCAAAGCTAAATTTCCCTTCGGTCTAATAGCCTCCAGCGTAAAAGCCAAGCCCCCTGTTTCCCTTCTCTCTTATAAGTAAGTATAAATCTTTTAAGGGCGTCCCCTAATAAACAAGTTAAAATTTAAGAACCTTATTCCTTACCTAATGACTTCCTATTTTAGACTCTATAGACTCTTTTCCCCTTTTTTCCTTTCTTATTTCTTTTCCCGCCTGTTTCCCTTACCTCTTAGGGATTTGGCAGAGAGCTCTTCTTCCTATAGGGCTTTAAGTAAGAAGGGCGGCTTTCTCTTGATAAGATAAGGTAAGAGTGGGCCCCTCGTAGTCTTTACTTTCGGCCTACTCTTAATAAGATAAGATAAGATAAGATAAGATAAGATAAGATAAGATAAGATAAGAGTGGCCCCCTCTTATGCTTAATGGGCTCCCTTTTCGTCTCCTTCGGGGGTAACCACCCGCGCAGAGAGCCCCCAGCCCCTTATAAATTACTTAACTTATTAGAATATAATTAGTTATAATAGGGGCGGCGATTCCGGCAGCTTAAAGGCGGTTCTTCTTTCCTGCCCCTCGTAGAAACAGCCGGGGCGGTCGGGGGCCCCAGCCCCAAGTTGGGGCTGGGGCCCCCGACCGCCCCGGCTGCTTCTACGAGGGGCAGGAAAGAACCCCAGTGCTCCGTTTACTTATCCTATTCTAATTAACTATAACTTAGTTATAGTTAATTAGAATAGGATAAGTAAACGGAGCGGTTTCCCTTGTTTCATAGCCGAAGAGCGGCTTTCCTTGGTTTTTACCATTATAATTAACTATAACTAAGTTATAGTTAATTATAATGGTAAAAACCAAGGAAAGCCGCTCTTCGGCTATGAAACAAAAAGGAAAGAAATGTCCAAGCTGAAAGGTGCCCCACTAGCTGGCTGCTTCGCCGTTTTCCCGCTGCCCCCCCCCCCTTCCTTTTCAGGCCTTTTAGCGAGGACCTTTCCTACCTAAACTATGCCGGGGCATCTTAAAACGCCGACCGTACCCATTGTGTCTTGTCCTTTGCGAAGCAGCCCCGCGTCTAAGCAGCGCAGACCACCAAATTTTTTGAGCTTCTGCTTAAGCTTTTATTTTCGCCAGAAGAATCGTAGCGGATGACGGGACTCGAACCCACAACCTCGAACTTGGAAGGATCGCACTCTACCGATTGAGTTACATCCGCTTCTTATTTTAATTCGATAAACAGAAGTGTATCTTCTATTAAGAAGACATAACTATTAATTTCTCATTTTTTTTAGGATATATATATTATACCAGATTTCTAGAATAACATCAAAAAGCTAGCTTTAGACTATCAAATTCTATACTTTAAAAAATTTCCTCCCTACTGAGCGGGCTGCCTTTTTTTTCCTAGCAGAAGCTGGACTTATAAGTAAGTTAAGTGTTTAGCCAAAGGAGCAGAGCAGCTTAAGCTGAAAAGGTAGCGGTTTCCTAAAGAGCTCCAAAACTAAACTTAACTTAATAGGTCTACCCCTTCTTTTTAGCGTTTTCTTATAAAATAATCGTACGCTTAAAAGAAGGGGCTCTTCCTTGGTTTTTCCTCGGGGGCCCCTAGCCCCAAGTTGGGGCTAGGGGCCCCCAACCCTTAAAACTAAGTATAGTCTGACTCTACTTAGTTTTAAGAGGAAAAACCAAGAACGGGCTTGGGGGCCCCTGCCCCAAGTTGGGGCAGGGGCCCCCAACCCCAGCCCCAAGGCTGGGGCCCCCGACCGCCCTGTCCTTGTTTTTTCATTAAAACTAAGTATAGACCGAAGGGGTCTAGCTATACTTAGTTTTAATGGAAAAAACAAGGAAAGAAGGAGGCCATCGAGGGGGTAGAAGCATGTTATTTCTTTTTCCGTGCTCCTTTTTCTTATTATAATTAAATCTACCTATAAGTAAGTATACTTAATTATAATAAGAAAAAGGGTCGGGGCTCTTCCTTGGTTTTTCCCCCTCGTTGGCCGGGGGCGGCCAACGAGCCCCTTAAAACTAAGTATAGACCGAAGGGGTCTAGCTATACTTAGTTTTAAGGGGCTCGTTGGCCGCCCCCGGCCAACGAGGGGGAAAAACATAGCCGGACCGGAGGGAAGCCGGAGGGTAGAAGGAAGGGCTCTTCCTTGGTTTTCTCCCTCCTTCCCTACGGCTCCGTCTTAAAACTAAGTATAGACCGAAGGGGTCTAGCTATACTTAGTTTTAAGACGGAGCCGTAGGGAAGGAGGGAGAAAACCAAGGACGGGCCCCAGCCCCAAGGCTGGGGCTCGGGGGCCCCCAGCCCCAAGGCTGGGGGCCCCAACCCCCGACCGCCCTTCTTCCGGCCATCGAGGGGGTGACCCCTCGTAGAAGAAGCCGCATAAGGGGCGGCTTCTTCTACGAGCCCTTCTGCTGAAAGGGCCCTGGCTTCTGCTGGAAGCAGTGGGCCCCTTTCAGTATTTTTCCCATTCTAATTAACGATAACTTATTAAGTTATAGTTAATTAGAATAGGAAAACTTCTGGTTTGTTTTTGTCGAGGGCTTCGCCGGCTTTCCTCTGTTTCGACCCCGCCATTATAATTAACTATAACTAAGTTATAGTTAATTATAATGGCGGGGTCGAAACATAGCAGCAGTCCTTTCTTTCCTCCGCTTTCCCTCCGGTTTCCCATTAGAATTAACTATAACTAGGTTATAGTTAATTCTAATGGGAAAAACCAAGGGTTCTTCCCCTCGATGGCCCCTCGCTGAAGCAGCCGGGGTGGTCGGGGGCCCCAGCCCATACTTGGGGCTGGGGCCCCCGAGCCCCAGCCCATACTATGGGCTGGGGGGCCCCTGCCCATACTTGGGGCTGGGGGCCCCCGAGCCCCCGAGCCATCGAACCCTATGTTTTCTCCCTCCTACCCTCCGGCTCCGGCTTAAAACTAAGTTTAGACCGAAGGGGTCTAGCTAAACTTAGTTTTAAGCCGGACCGGAGGGAGCGAAGCGTAAGAGGCCGAAGGGTAGCAGAGCGTAAGGAAAACATAGCCGGACCGGAGGGAAGCCGGAGCCGTAGCCGTAGCCGTAGGGACCGAAGGGTAGCAGAGCGTAATAGGGGAGGGAGGAAGGGCCGGTTCTTTCTATATAGCCGCCCTGTCCTTGTTTTTTCCATTAAAACTAAGTATAGTCTGACTATACTTAGTTTTAATGGAAAAAACAAGGAAAGAAGGAGGCCGGGGGTGGTCGGGGGCCCCAGCCTTGGGGCTGGGGCCCCCGAGCCATCGAACCCTACTTTGTGTATAGTGAGTTTTTTACTTCTCCTTTTTTCTTTTACGTTTTTTCCGAGTCTTCGCCTATTATTTGGTTTCTAACAAATTTATCAATTTATTCATGTAAACGTTAAATCCGGGCTAGCTATTCCACCTTGTATTGTTCCTATATCTGTCCGGTCGTGTATTCCGGCGAACATAACTCCTTATTTTAATCCTTGTTTAATAAGGCCTAAGAAGTCTTTATCTTTAATCTTTTTTCCAATATGGATATTAGTATTTCGTGATTCATGTTGTCATATGCACCTTGCTCTTTCTTTTGCTGTTTTGCTCTTTCTTTTGCTGCGAGAGAAGAACTTTTGCTCTTTCTTTTGCTGCGAGAGAAGAACTTTTGCTCTTTCTTTTGCATTTTTGCTCTTTTGCCTGTACCCTTCGGTTTGCCTGTACCCTTCGGTTTGCCTGTACCCTTCGGTTTGTTTGCCCCTCTTCTCCCTCCCCTACCCTACGGTCCCTTCCTTCCTTCTACCCTCCGGCTACCCTTCGGTCCGGCTCCTCTACCACTTCGTTCCCTCCGGTCCGGCTTCCCTCCGGTCCGGCTCCGGCTCTCTCTTTCTGCTACCCTTCGGTCGGGGGCTCTTCCTTGGTTTTTCCCCTTAAAACTAAGTAGAGTCTGACTATACTTAGTTTTAATGGGAAAAACCAAGGACGGGCTTGGGGGCCCCTGCCCCAAGTATGGGCAGGGGCCCCCAACCCCAGCCTTGGGGCTCGGGGGGACCCAGCCCCAAGGCTGGGGCCCCCCGAGTCCCTACGGCTACGGTCGGGGGCTTGGGGGCCCCTGCCCCAAGTTGGGGCTAGGGGCCCCCGACCCCTAGCCCCAACTTGGGGCTGGGGCCCCCAAGCCCCCGAGCTCCGGCTCTCTCTTTTCGCCTCCCCTCCTCTCCTTCCCTCCGGTCCGGCTCTACCACTTCGTTCCCTCCGGCTACGGCTCCAGCTCCGGTACGGCTACGGCTCCGGCTACCCTCCGGTCCGGCTCTTACACTTCGTCCGACAGAGCTCTGCTACCCTTCGGTCCCTCCGGTACGGCTCCGGCTACCCTTCGGTACGGCTCCGGTCCGGGACGGCTACGGCTCCGGCTCTCTCTTTCCCTCCGGCTTTACCTCCGGTCCCTCCGGTCCCTCCGGTCCCTCCGGTCCCTCCGGTCCTTCCGGTCCCTACGGCTCCGGTCGGGGGCCCCCAGCCCATACTTGGGGCTGGGGGTCGGGGGCCCCTAGACCGAAGGCGGCCCCGCCCAGACTTGGGGCAGGGGCTCGTTGGCCGCCCCCGGCCAACGAGGGGGCCACCCCGAGCTACGGCTCCGGCTTCGGTGTTTGTTTGCCTGTACCCTTCGGTTTGTTTGCCTGTACCCTTCTAGTGCTGTTCGAAGCGCTTTGGCTTCGTCTTGTATTTTTGTTATTGCGTCGTGGCATCCTTTATTCGGTCTAAAACCGTAGCTCCCAAGGGCTTCAAATTCTGGTTCGTCTATTGCCTCTAAGAATATCCTGATCGCGTCTTGAACTATTCTATTCTATCTCTTAAAGCTGACATATTAGGTGGTCTCAACTCTCCTTAATTTTTTGCTGAGTTAACTCTCCCTTCGAGAGTTCTATTGCAGTTTGCTTCTGGGATTTTGCCTTTTTTGTCGATATAAACTCTTTTTACGGGTTTGTACTTAAATTCTTTCCTCTTCTGCTACAAGGAAGGTAAGTCTCTAATTGTTCTTAAATCTATTCCGTCTATTGATCGCTTGTCTATCCCTTCTGGCTCCGAAGTTAGTTTTAATATTTGTAAATGCCTGTACAATAAACTCTTTCTAGTAGTTCCTCTGCTTTATATGTGTTGTCTTTTTCTACTTTTTTTGATATTGCGTTTAGAATGTTTCTTGTCGTGAAATAATACTTATTAGAATATTGGCTGTTTCTCTTCAAGCTTCAGTAGCCTATAATCTATCGTCTTTCCTTTTACTTTTAGAATTCCGTTGTTAAATCTTTGCTACCCCTTTGTTTCCTCTAACCCTTTCCGTATCTGATATTGTAAGTCCAGTGGCTAAATCTACTAGACCGGTACTTTTAATGAAAATACTAGTTGCGCAATTTTCATTTCTGGTACTATCTTTCTGTTCTGGACAAATTTATTAGTATGACTTTTACTTCGCCGATCCTTGGTCTATTGTACCAGGTGAGTTTAATACCGTAAGTTTTCAAATGCTAATCCTGACCTTGGTCTTACTTACTTATATGTGCATCTATATCCGACGGAATATTTAGTCTAATACCTGTTCCTATTCTTGTTCTTTGTCCTGGGCCTAAAATTCTAGTTTCCTTAATATTTGCTTTTAGGTCAAAACCTGTGTCGTTGCTGTAACTTTTTGTTGGCTCCTACTGTTTTCCACTCTTTCAATACCTATTACTGGTAAGACTAGAGGATGTAGCTGGGTCCGTATTGTGGGCCTTGTTCGGTTGTGTTGCCTAATTCTGTACTTTGTGCCTGGAACTGGTGTTACGTTTTTTTTCTAGCTTCTCTTTTTTTATCTGTCTCGACTCAGTGGTTTCCTCCTTCAAGCCCTTTTTCAAAACATTGTTCTGTATAGTCCGGTTCGTATTTTGTTCTTGATTCATAATTAGTAATTCCTCTCTTTTGATTTACAACGCTTTCTTTTTTTTTTAAGGCGGTTCTCTATACTGGGCTCAACTTTTATCTAATTCTTTGATTGTGCTCCTATATTTGTCTTATAAACTTTGTTTCCTCTTCATGGAGTATTAACTTACTTCTACGCAACATTAGAGCAGTTGGCCACACTTATCAGTATTCTGCAATCCGAGTTTCGCTGATTCCCCTTTACCTATAGAGTTGGAATCTCTCCCGTCCTAGGATCTTAAATCCTAGCCAGAAACTTCACTGTACTGTTACTGTGTCTTTTCAATTCCTTCTGGCCTTAGACGGTTCGGTTGTTTTCGGTCTGTAGTCTATAGTGCCCTTTCTTTTTTAGTTATGTAACTAAATCCTTTCTTCGCCCGGGACGCCTTCCCAAATGGTCTCACTATTCGAAGCGATTGAACGTGAGGGGAGAGATCCGAATATTTCTGAGTAGACCCATACAATGTCCGTTTCCTTAGGTTCGTTTCCGAAACCTCTTCCCTTAACTTGCTCTCGCACCTTCCTTCGAACATGCTCTGGTACCCCTCTGCTTTTGTCCTAATATGTCCGCTTTATCTGCTATTCTTCAGAGCTTTCCCATTCGAACGGGGCTTATTATTCCCAGCACTACAGCCCTATTCAACCCGCGTTCGGCAGTTCTTGAGGGGCACATCTCTCATTCTTTTGGGCTCGTTCTAGTAACCGAGAGATCCCACACTCTTACCTACCTATAAGCGCCCTACTTATAAGTAAGTACAGACGGGAGTTCTTATTTATAAGACCGTAGCCGGAGGGACCGAAGGATAAGGCACCCTTCGGCTTCCTTACTTATAAGTAAGAACTTTCCTTTTCTTCTTTTCTTATAAGCTAGTACGCTTCGCTGGTCCTCCTACCGCCCCTCCGGCTCCGGCTACGGGACTTCCTCGTTATAGCTAAGCACTTTAAAGAAAGAAACCGAAGGGTAGAAGGAAAGAAGCCCGCATAAGAGGGGCACATCTCTCTTTTGGCACACTACGCCCCCTTCCCTTTCTTTTTTTACATATTTTACCCTATCTTTATCCCCCCCTCTTTTAGGAGGGAGTCCTAATAAGATTGGCCTCGTGGCCGTACCCTCTTCCTATGTTTTCTCCCTCCCTCCTTCCCTACGGCCCCGGTCGGGGGGGCCCCAGCCCCAAGTTGGGGCTTGGGCCCCCGAGCCCCAGCCCCAACTTGGGGCAGGGGCCCCGAGCCCCCCCCCCCCGAGCCATCGAACCCGAAGGAGAGCAGCCCGGCTTGACAAGTTTGTTTATAAGATTAATTTTACTCGCGAGAAAATCCTCACCATACACTCGAACTGGTCTTCTATCTTACTTATAAGACCGAAGCCGGTGGTCCTCCTTACCCTTCGGTCGGGGGTTGGGGGCCCCAGCCTTGGGGCTGGGGCTCGGGGGCCCCCGCCCCAAGGCTGGGGCCCCCAACCCCCGAGCCTCTTACGCTTCGCCCCCTCCGGTACGGCTACGGTGCTCTGGGTGGTTTAAAAAGGCGAAGCAGGGTGGCTGCTTCTTTAACTGCCCCCCCCCCAGCAGAAGAGCTTTAATATATAAAACGAACTGGTCTTAATAAATAAATAAATAGAGAAATCGAGGGCTTCTTATCTTATAAGAACTGGTCTTCTCTCCCTTCTAAGACCACTGGTCTTCTGCTCGACAGACCGTAGGGTACTGGCCAGACTTACAACCAGCAGGGCTGCTTCGCTGAAGAACCCGCCTTAAAAAGGCGGTTTCCGTAGGCTTAATGGGCTAGTACGAGCCCCTGGCTGGCTGGCTGGCTGGCTGGCTGGCTGGCTGGCTGGCTGGCTGGCTGGCTGGCTGGCTGGCTGGCTGGCTGGCTGGCTGGCTGGCTGGCTGGCTGGCTGGTAAGACTTCGACAGACCACCTTGTCAGCTTTAGACCACCAGGCCTTCTGCCACATATAAGTAAGTAAGCAAACAAATAAAACGAAAAGGGGCAAACAAATAAGTCATTCCCTTTTCGGCTTAGAAGAAATTCGACATTCCTACCATTAAGAGAGCCCCTCTTACTTGCTTGTTAGGACTCTTCTGCTCTTAAAGGGAAGCGTCATACTTATAAGTTTATTCTTATAAGTAAGCCAGTACGCTTCGCTAACCCAGTACGCTTCGCTAAGCCAGTCCGCTTCGCTAAGCCAGTACGCTTCGCTAACCGAAGGGTAGTGGGCCAGTCCGCTTCGCTAACCGAAGGGTAGTGGGCCAGTCCGCTTCGCTAACCGAAGGGTAGTGGGCCAGTCCGCTTCGCTAACCGAAGGGTAGTGGGCTAGTACGCTTCGCTAAGCCAGAACGCTTCGCTAAGTAACCGAAGGGTAGTGGGCCAGTCCGCTTCGCTAACCGAAGGGTAGTGGGCCAGTACGCTTCGCTAAGCCAGTACGCTTCGCTAACCGAAGGGTAGTGGGCCAGTACGCTTCGCTAAGTAAGCCGGTGCTTGGAGCCTTTAGGCTGGGGCCTACTCCCCCCCCTGAAGAACCCCCTCTTACTTACTTATAAGTAACAGCAGGATTCTTTCCTTCCCTTGCACCTTCTTTCCCCCTTCGGTCCTTAAAGGAATTATAAGGAAGAGCCCTGCTCTTACTTAACTTATAAGAGCCTCTAGAAGTAAGCCAGGACAGCGCCTTATAAGAGGCCTGCTTTTACTTACTTCCTTATAAGAAGGCTGCGCTGCCCCTCTTATAAGTAAGTTAATAACCAAGCATCGGCGCATCTTAACTCTCCCTGCTATAAAGGAGTTCGGAGAGTTAAGAGAAGAACCCCCTAGATTTAAATGGGCTAGTACTCCCCTTTAAGCAGCAGCGATTCTTCTGCTGCAGGTGGTTCCCCCCCCCCTACTCTCGACCCTTTCAGTGTAGGCCTAGAGGGCTAGGACTCAAGATTGGAACCGAAAAGGGCTCTTCCCCTCGTAGGCCGGGCGGTCGGGGGCCCCAGCCCATACTTGGGGCTGGGGCCCGTCCTTGGTTTTATCCCCTCTTTCCCTCCGGTCCCTACGGCTCCGGCTTAAAACTAAGTATAGCTAGACCCCTTCGGTCTATACTTAGTTTTAAGCCGGAGCCGTAGGGACCGGAGGGAAAGAGGGGATAAAACCAAGGAAGAGCCCTTCCTTCTCTCCTACCCTCCGGTCCGGCTTACCTTCGGTCCGGCTTGGAAAGATCCATTAAAATGAACTATAACTTTGTTATAGTTCATTTTAATGGATCTTTCCCCTCTTCCTATGTTTTCTCCACCCCTCCGGTTTAAACCTTAGTATAGACCGAAGGGGTCTAGCTATACTTAGTTTTAAACCGGAGGGGTGGAGAAAACATAGGAGAGGCCGGGGTGGCCATCGAAGGAAGAGCCCCTTCGATGGCCAGGGGGGGGGGGGTGGTAGGGGGCTGGGGGCCCCAACCCCCGAGCCATCGAACCCCAAGAACTGCTGCACAAGAACCCCTGGAATCTACGCAGTTTCCGATCGGTTTCCCCTCTTCCCCTCGATGGCCCCTCGAGGGACGGGGTGGCCATCGAGGGGCCATCGAGGGGAAAGAAGGGCGGCCTACGAGCCCAGAAAGGAACTAACTATTTATAGAATAGCAGGAACGGGTAGTGCTCCTATAAAAACAGAGACGGGCTACTTCGCTGCCCCTCTTATAAGTAAGTAAGAAGCAGGGGCTTCTTCTTACCCTCTTAACTCTGCCCTTTTCCGATTCCCCTCGTAGGCCGCAGAAGGGCGGCCTACGAGCCCAGAGAGCCCTGCTCCTAGTTGTTTGCTTACTTACTTACTTATAAGAGCAGGGGCTCTTATAAGTAAGTAAGTAATCCCGTCTTATAAGTAAGTAAGTAAGTAAGTAAGTAAGTAAGTAAGTAAGTAAGAGGGGGTTCTTCCTTCTTTTCTTATAAGAGCCCCTCTTATAAGTAAGAAGGGCCAGCTTCCCGTAGGGTACCGAAGTTTACTTACCGAAGGGTACTAACCGTAGGGTACCGAAGGGTATTACGGAAGCCGGAGGGTAGGAGCGGGCCCACTACCCTTCGGTTAGCGAAGCGTTTCCTTGTTTTTTTTCCCTTTATAAATAACTATAACTTTGTTATAGTTATTTATAAAGGGAAAAAAAAACAAGGACGGTCGGGGGTTGGGGGCCCCAGCCCATACTGGGGGCTGGGGCCCGTCCTTGGTTTTCTCCCCTCTTTCCCTCCGGTCCCTACGGCTCCGGCTTAAAACTAAGTATAGCTAGACCCCTTCGGTCTATACTTAGTTTTAAGCCGGAGCCGTAGGGACCGGAGGGAAAGAGGGGAGAAAGGAAGAGCCCACTACCCTACGGTTACTTACTTAACTTAACTTAACTTAACTTAACTTAACTTAACTTAACTTAACTTAACTTAACTTAACTTAACTTAACTTAACTTAACTTAACTTAACTTAACTTAACTTAACTTAACTTAACTTATAAGAGAAACAAATTATAAGAAACGCCTTCTGCTACGAACGGCTGGTTCCCTGGTCCTCCGCTGGAAACCGCCCCTTCTGCGGTTTCCAGAAGAGAAGGAGCCCTAGGGATAAGTTTCAAATAGGCAGGTGGGCTCTACCCCCTCGTAGGGAAAAAAAGGCTCCTTCGGAGAAACGAGGGCTGATGAGACGAGCCCTTTCTTCCGGTGCAACTCTATCTCAGTGGGGAACCGAAGCCCTAAACCCTGTGCAGAAGACCGGGCAGACCGGGGGGGGGGAACCAGAAGTTTGCTCTAAACCCTGTTAAAGCAGAAGACCGGCTATTATGGACCGTAGAGCTTTCTTGTTACGGGTGCTATTTGCATTAAAGAATTTAATTATTATTGTTAACAAGGAGCTTTTAAACTTATTAAGGCAAACCGGTCGGGGCGGAGCACCCGCCGGGTGCTCCGCCCCGAGTCGGGGGTTCGATGGCCACCCCCTGGCCATCGAAGGGGCGGAGCACCCGCCGGGTGCTCCGCCCCTTCGATGGCCACCCCTGCTTCTGGCCATCGAACCCCCGAGCGGCTCCCTTGGAAGGATCTGGGCCTTTTCTTCTGGGAACAGGACTTCTAAGAACCGTTGGCCTTGTGGTTCTTGCAAGAAGAAGTTACCGGGGGGGGGGCAGGACATACTTATAAGTAAGTAATTTACCATTATAAAAATATAAGTCCGTCTGCTGCTATGTTTGGTGCTTACACCCTTATTAACTATAACTAAGTTATAGTTAATAAGGGTGTAAGCACCAAACATAGCAGCAGACGGACTTATATTTTTATAATGGTAAAAAGTCTTCTAAGCAAACCAGCCATTATAATTAACTATAACTTATTAAGTTATAGTTAATTATAATGGGTGTAAGCACCAGAAACACCAAGGAAAGGAAACTTATAAGAAGGTGGTGGCTGCTTCGCTGCCCCCCAGGGACCGGTTTCGCAGCAGTTAATAAGAGGATTCCTTATTATTGTCGCTTTAAACCATCTAATAATTGAATAAAGGGAAAAAAAGAAGAACGGCTCGGGGGGGGGCCCCAGCCCCAACTTGGGGCTGGGGCCCCCCGACCCTTTCTTCCTGCAGTATAAGAGCCCTTTAAGGAGTTCATGGATTCCCTAAAGGTTATAAGCAGGGCGTTCCCCTCTGCTCTCTTATAAGTAAGTAAGTAAGTGTTGTGCTCGTGCATAGTGGTGGGTAGCAGGAAGGTTACCAGTGAAAGATTTGTTAACAAGAGGCGCGTGACTTTGTTATAAGTAAGTAGCAGTACTTACTTAACTTATAAGAGGGGGTGTTCTTGCTGGTTCCCATGGGACACCACAAGGCTTATAAGAAGAAACAAATATAACGGTGCTTGTTCTTGTAGCAAGTGTACTGATCCCCTCTTCGTTCTATTTCTTCTCTTCCAGTGGTGAAGAGCTTTCGTGCTTGGAGGGGTGCCAGTTAAAAAGCTGGGTCTTCCCGCCTTTAAGCTGCAGGAAGAGCCCAAGGCTAGCTTCCCGTAGGGTACTTACCGAAGCCGGAGGGTAGGAGCTGGCCCACTACCCTTCGGTTACTTACTTACTTATAAGAGAAACAAATATAACAGAGTTACTATTAGGAGCAAGTTAGAATTCATTTTTCTATTTCTTCTCTCGAGGGTGGTGTAGCAGCCTGCCATCCGTCCCTATAGATTTTTAAACGCGTGACTTTAAACAGTGTTTAAGAAGCTGGTTCCCTGGGGGGGCAGCGAAGCAGCCACCACCTTCTTATAAGTTTTCTTTCCTTGGTGTTTCTGGTGCTTACACCCATTATAATTAACTATAACCTATCTAAGTAGGTGATAGTTAATTATAAGCTTTGCTTAGAAGAAAACGGACTTAACGGAGCTTAAAGGACCGGACCGGAGCCGTAGCCGTAGCCGGACCGGAGGGTAGCCGTACCGGAGGGTAGCCGTACCGGAGCCGAAGCCGTAGCCGTACCGGACCGGAGGGACCGAAGGGTAGCTCTGTCGGCCGAAGGGTAGCTCTGTCGGCCGAAGGGTAGCAGAGCGTAAGAGCCGGAGCCGTACCGGAGGGACCGAAGGGTAGCAGAGCGTAAGAGGCCGAAGGGAAAGAGGGGAGGGGAGGGAGAGCCGGACCGGACCGAACCGGACCGGAGGGTAACCGGAGCCGTACCGGACCGGAGGGAGCGAAGCGTAAGAGGCCGAAGGGTAGCAGAAAGAGAGAGGACGAAGTGGTAGAGGGAACCGGACCGGACCGTAGGGAAGCCGGAGCCGTAGGGAACGAAGTGGTAGAGGGAAGGCCGGAGGGTAGAAGGGAGACGAAGTGGTAGAGGGACGAAGTGGTAGAGGAGCCGGACCGGCCCGAACCGGACCGGAGCCGGACCGGACCGAAGGGAAGGAGAGCCGGACCGGACCGTAGGGAAGGAGAGCCGGACCGGACCGTAGGGAAGCCGGAGGGTAGAAGGCCGGAGCCGTAGGGAAGGAGGAAGGAAGGAAGGGACCGTAGGGTAGAGGATACGAAGTGGTAGAGGAGCCGGACCGGACCGAACCGGACCGAAGGGTAGCCGGGCGGGGCGGAGCACCCGCCGGTTGCTCCGCCCCTTCGATGGCCCCTCGCTGAAGCAGCCGGGGCTCGATGGCCGCCCCCGGCCATCGAGGGGGTGGCCATCGAACCCAGCAGAAGGGGTGACCATCGAACCCCCGGAGCCGTAGGGAACGAAGTGTAAGAGCCGGAGCCGTACCGGACCGGAGGGAAGGAGGCGAAGCTAGAGAGGACGAAGTGGTAGTGGGAGGGGGAGAGCCGGACCGGACCGAACCGGACCGGAGCCGTACCGAAGGGTAGCCGGAGGGTAGAAGGAAGGGACCGTAGGGTAGAGGAGCCGAAGTGGTAGAGGAGCCGGACCGGACCGGAGCTCGGGGGCCCCAGCCCCAAGGCTGGGGCTCGGGGGCCCCCAGCCCATAGTATGGGCTGGGGGCCCCCAACCCCCGACCGGACCGAAGGGTAGCCGGAGCCGTACCGGACCGGAGCCGGAGCCGTACCGGAGCCGGAGGGAACGAAGTGGTAGAGGGGAGACGAAGTGTAAGAGCCGGAGGGTAGGAGGGGAGAGGAGACGAAGTGTAAGAGCCGGACCGGAGCCGGAGGGAAGGAGTCCGGAGGGTAGAAGTAACCGGAGCCGTAGCCGTACCGGAGGGACCGAAGGGTAGCAGAGCGTAAGAGGCCGAAGGGTAGCAGAGCGGAAGAGCCCGAGGGAAGGAGGGGAGCCGTAGGGAAAGCCGTATGGACCGGAGGGAAAGAGCCGGACCGGAGGGAAGGAGAGGAGGCCGTAGGGTAGAGCCGGACCGGAGGGTAGCCGGAGGGTACAAGGAAGGAAGAGCCATCGAAGGGGCTTGGGGGCCCCTGCCCCAAGTTGGGGCTTTCCTTGGTTTTCTCCCTCCTTCCCTACGGCTCCGGCTTAAACCTAAGTATAGCTAGACCCCTTCGGTCTATACTTAGGTTTAAGGGGGCCCCTAGCCCCAACTTGGGGCTAGGGGCCCCCGAGGAAAAAACAAGGACGGGCTTGGGGGCCCCTGCCCCAAGTTGGGGCTAGGGGCCCCCGACCCCGACTCTTCCTTGGTTTTTCCCATTATAAAATAGTTTAGTCTAACTAAACTTATTTATAATGGGAAAAGGAAGAACCCGGTTTCCTTTTCAGGAATTTCCTATACGACTTAAATATATTTAATATAGTAAGTATAGGAAAGAAAAGAGACAACCTCTACTTTTCTTTTTTTTGTAAGGGTAAGGAAAGAGTAATTAGAGGAACAGAAAGGAACAAAGGGTTTTTAAGCAGAAACCGCTTCTTTAGCTGCATACATCGCTTCAAGGTTAATTAACGTAATTTTTTGACTTTGTGCATATTTTTCAGTATTACGTTTAACTTTTCCTCGTACAAAACCTGGAACTTTTGATAATTCATTTAAAGCTTCTTTTGACCATTCGATTTGATTTTCAGATGAATATGAACGTGTAACTACTTCTTTATTATCATGGCCATTAAAAATTTCTAATAAATGATCTTCCATACCTAAACTAAAAGAATTATATACTAAATCTGATATTTGATTTGTTCCTTCGTAACCTAAAAAAGGACGATAACCTAAAGGAAAATTTTGGATATGAACAGGTGCTGATATAACACCACATGGAATATCTAAACGTTTTCCTACATGCCTTTCCATTTGAGTACCAAAAATAGCAGCGGGGCTTATTTGAGCAATAATATCCGCAATTTGACTGTGGTCATCCGTAATTAAAATTTGATCACAAAACCCGGAAACTTGTTCTCTAAACCAATCAGCATCATGTTTACAGTATGTACCCGCACAAACAACATGTATACCCATTTCACGTACTAGTATTTTTGTCATACTAGCCGCATGTGTGGCGTCACCAAAAACCACTGTTTTTTTATCAGTTAAATTTTGACAATCAATAGAACGTGAAAACCAAGAAGCTTGGGAAACAAATTGTGTTTGTTTTTTTATGAAGGTTTCTACTTTTTGTGGATTTAATATTAAAGATTCAATATTTTTATTATTTATTTGTTTATTCTTATAAGTATTGTCACCCAGAACCCTTTCTTTCTCTATTTTGTTATCGTAGGGCGGCAGGAAAGGGAATCCTCCTTGCTGCTCTAAAATCGGAAGGGGCTTGGCCTCTAGCATTTTTTTTAGGTGGGGACTGGGGGCTCGATGGCCGCCCTCGGCCATCAAGGGGGCTGGGACTGTTTCTTTCTCTAACCAAGCCTCCCCCCTCGATGGCTGGGGGCCATCGAGCCCTAAGTCCTGTGTGGGAGAAGGGAAAAGGGGAACTAGGTTAGATAATGAATTAGATGCCTCCGGCAGCAAAGCACCAACGCCATGGGAGCCGTGGGAAGAGCTAAGGGAAGAGCCAGACATACTAGAAGTGTTTTCAAATTTGGTACATATTTCTTTTATTTCACGAATAAAAGCGGCTGTTTCTACTACACCCATGGGTGTAATTGACGTATAAGGCATATTATATTCTTTTTCTAAATAAATAGCTGTCATTAAACCAGTTTCACGATAAGGTACAATATTAAACCATGCTTTGGGTAAATTTTTTAAAGATGTGACACTGCCGCCCTCCGGGATAACTTCATTTACTACAATACCTAATTCATTTAATAAACGTTTTAGTTCACGACAATCATGTTGATTATGAAACCCTAAAGTAAATATACCCAAAATATTAGCGGAAGGCTTTACTGTTTTTTCTGTTTGATATAAAGTATTGGATTGTTCATAAGCTTTTTTATCTTTTTCTAAATAAAAACGTACAATTTGCTCTAAGGTACGATCTGCTGCTTGTAATTCATTTACTCTATAATGATTTACATCGGCTAATAACACATCACAAATTGATTCATTACTAGCACGATTTACAAAATTTTGTAAATCTTCTTGCAAGATACTTGATGTACATGTAGGGGTTAATAATATTAAATCTGGACGTTCTTCTTTATCTTTTCTTTGTATATTTTGAACTACTTTTTCTTGTGAACCACGTGCTAATACATGCCTATCGACTATACTTGTTGTCACAGGTGTAAAATCACGTTCACGTTCTAACATTGAACGCATTACATTAAAATAATCGTCTCCTAAAGGTGCATGCATTATAGCATGCACATTTTTAAATGAACTTGCAACACGTAAAGTGCCAATATGTGCGGGACCAGCATACATCCAATAAGCTAATTTCATAAGTATATTTTTTTTTATTTAAAGACTTTTTTTTTAGAAGCTTGTGTTTGTTTATAAGGTTAACAGATACTTTTTTTAGTTTGTTTTAAATAGCATATCTTATAAGTAAGTTTCTCCTTTTACAGTCTAAAAACTGGACTTTTCTTGTTTGTCTTTTCCTTACGCCTACCAGAAAGTTCTACTTCTAAGGGTCAGCTATCCTATAAGAATAACCGCTCTTCTTTTCTATCTTCGGCTTAAGCGTGCTGTTTTCTTTAATCCCGCCCCTCGTAGAAGAAGCCGCAGAAGGGCGGTCGGGGGGCTCGGGGGCCCCCGATCCCCCGAGCCCCAGCCCTTGGGGCTGGGGTTGGGGGCCCCTGCCCATACTTGGGGCTGGGGGTCGGGGGCCCCTAGACCGAAGGGTCCCAGACTTGGGGCAGGGGCCCCCAAGCCCGTTCTTGTTTTTTCCTCGGGGGCCCCTAGCCCCAAGTCTGGGACCCTTCGGTCTAGGGGCCCCCAACCCTTAAAACTAAGTATAGCTAGACCCCTTCGGTCTATACTTAGTTTTAAGCCGGAGCCGGAGCCGTAGCCGTAGGGTAGGAGGGAGGGAGAAAACCAAGGAAGAGCCCTTCCTTCTCTCCCTCCTACCCTACGGCTCCGGTCCGGCCTTCTACCCTCCGGCCTTCTACCCTCCGGCCTTCCCTCTTACGCTCTGCTACCCTTCGGCTCCTTCCCTCCGGTACGGCTCCGGCTACCCTCCGGTCCGGTTCGGTTCGGTCCGGCTATGTTTTCTCCACCCCCCTATATGGCCTCCTTCTTTCCTTGTTTTTTCTCGGGGGCCCCTAGCCCCAAGTCTGGGACCCTTCGGTCTAGGGGCCCCCAACCATTAAAACTAAGTATAGCTAGACCCCTTCGGTCTATACTTAGTTTTAATGGTTGGGGGCCCCTAGACCGAAGGGTCCCAGACTTGGGGCTAGGGGCCCCCGAGAAAAAACAAGGACAGGGCGGCCATATAGCCCCTCCGGTTTTAAAATAAGTTTAGACCGAAGGGGTCTAGCTAAACTTATTTTTAAACCGAAGGGGTGGAGAAAGGGTTCGATGGCCACCCCCCCCTAGATGACCTCCTTCTTTCCTTGTTTTTCTCCGCCCCTCCGGTTTAAAACTAAGTATAGCTAGACCCCTTCGGTCTATACTTAGGTTTAAGCCGGAGGGACTCGGGGGCTCGGGGGCCCCAGCCCATACTCTGGGCTGGGGCCCCCGAGCCACCCCGGCTGCTTCAGCGAGGGGCCAGCGAGGGGTCGGGGGCTCGGGGGCCCCCAGCCCCAAGTATGGGCAGGGGCCCCCAACCCCAGCCCATACTTGGGGTTGGGGGCCCCTGCCCATACTTGGGGCTGGGGGCCCCCGAGCCACCGAGCCATCGAGGGGAAGAGCCCGAAGGAAAAAAAAGAAGCATGCGTGAAACAGCCTACGGTTGTTGGTGTCGAAGTCGGGGGTTTCCTTTTACATAGCAGCCAAAGAGCAGGGCTGCTACGCTGTCCTTTAATAAAAGAAGCACCCCTGCTCTTTGCCGGGTTACGTAGAAGCAGCCGTCCCGGCGGATCCCCTCAGCTGTTGCTGAGGGGATCCGCCGGGACGGGTAGCTCTTATGCTTATGTAGGTCTTATAAGTAAGTAAGACCCCTCCACGCCTACGAGGGGTCTTACTTACTTATAAGACCTACATAAGCATAAGAGTCCCTAGGGTGCTTCTTTTAAAGTACAGCGAAACTTACTTATAAGTAAGTCTTACTTATAAGTAAGCGGCCGCCTTAAAAAGGAGCAGCTAGGAAGTTTACTTATCCTATTATAACCGAAGGGTACTGGCTATACTTAGGCCTGCTTGTACCCTTCGTTTATAATAGGATAACTCGGTTTGCTGGCTTTCCTTAGTTTAGCCCTCCTTTTCCCATTATAATTAACTATAACTTAGTTATAGTTAATTATAATGGGAAAAACCAAGGGTTCGCTGGCCCCTCTTCCTATGTTTTTCGGCCCCTAGCCCCAAGTTGGGGCTTTCCTTGGTTTTTCTCGGGGGCCCCTAGCCCCAAGTTGGGGCTAGGGGCCCCCAACCCCTTAAACCTAAGTATAGCTAGACCCCTTCGGTCTATACTTAGGTTTAAGGGGAAAAACCAAGGACGGGCTCGGGGGCCCCTAGCCCCAAGTTGGGGCTAGGGGCCCCCAACCCCCAACCCTTAAACCTAAGTATAGACCGAAGGGGTCTAGCTATACTTAGTTTTATTGGGAAAAACATAGCCGGACCGAAGGGTAGCCGGAGCCGTAGGGAACGAAGTGGTAGAGGGAAGGAAGGGCCGGGGTGGCCATCGAACCCACCCCCTATATGGCCGCAGAAGGGGCGGCCATCGAGCCTGCTTCAGCGAGGGGTCGGGGGTTGGGGGCCCCAGCCCATACTTGGGGCTGTGGCCCGTCCTTGGTTTTCTCCACCCCTCCGGTTTAAAACTAAGTATAGCTAGACCCCTTCGGTCTATACTTAGTTTTAAGCCGGACCGGAGGGAAGGAGCCGGAGGGGTAGAGGAAAACCAAGAGAGAGCCGTAGGGGACCCCAGCCCATACTTGGGGCAGGGGCTCGGGGGCCCCAGCCCATACTTGGGGCTGTGGCCCGTCCTTGGTTTTTCCCATTAAAACTAAGTATAGCTAGACCCCTTCGGTCTATACTTAGTTTTAATGGGAAAAACCAAGAGAGAGCCGTAGGGGACCCCAGCCCCAAGTATGGGCTGGGGCTCGGGGGCCCCCAGCCCCAAGTATGGGCTGGGGGCCCCCAACCCCCGACCACCCCGGCCCTTCCTTCTACCCTCCGGCTCTCCCTCCCCTCCTCTCCTTCCCTCCGGTCCGGCTCTTACGCTCTGCTACCCTTCGGCTCCTCCCCTTCGGTACGGCTACGGCTACGGCTTCGGTTCGGTCGGGGGCTCGGGGGCCCCCAGCCCCAAGTTGGGGCAGGGGCCCCCAACCCCAGCCTTGGGGCTGGGGTTGGGGGCCCCTGCCCCAACTTGGGGCTGGGGGCCCCCGAGCCCCCGAGTCCGGCTATGTTTTCTCCACCCCCTATATGGCCGGAAGAAGGGCGGCCATATAGCCCCTCCGGTTTAAAACTAAGTTTAGCTAGACCCCTTCGGTCTAAACTTAGGTTTAAGGGGCTCGGTGGCCGCTCGGGGGCTTGGGGGCCCCTGCCCCAAGTATGGGCTAGGGGCCCCCGACCCCCAGCCCCAAGTTGGGGCTGGGGGTCGGGGGCCCCTAGCCCATACTTGGGGCAGGGGCCCCCAAGCCCCCGAGCGGCCAACGAGCCCCCGGCCAACGAGGGGGGGCCCCAGCCTTGGGGCTGGGGGTCGGGGGCCCTTAGCCCCAACTTGGGGCAGGGGCCCCAAAGCCCCCGAGCGGCCAACGAGCCCCCGGCCAACGAGGGGGGCCCCAGCCTTGGGGCTGGGGGTCGGGGGCCCCTAGCCCATACTTGGGGCAGGGGCCCCCAAGCCCCCGAGCGGCCAACAAGCCCCCGGCCAACGAGGGGGGGGGCCCAGCCCCAACTTGGGGCTGGGGGCCACCGAGCGGCCAACGAGCCCCGGCCAACGAGGGGGAAAAACATAGGGTTCGATGGCCACCCCGGCCATCGAGGGGTAGAGGGGACAGGTAGAAAAAAGGATGAAAGAAAGTATAAAAAAGAAACTAAGAAGGAATAAAAGGTATAAAAAAGGAAGAAGGTAGAAAAAGAACACTTACTTAATTAAATTTTTTTAATAAGATAAGAGTGGAAGAACAAAAAGCAGTCGCAGAAGTACTGCTGTTCTTCTGAGGCATAAAAAGAACGGCTTTTTTAAAATCTACGTAATTTTCATTGGCATAAAAAACTAAAATGTGGCTTAAAGTTTTTACTACATAGTAAAAAAATAAAGCTAAAAAATTTTAAACATTTTTTTGACTGAAAGGAAATATTTAAAAGGCTACTAAAAAAAAAATAATAAAAAGTGTAACACTTTTATAGAAACTAAAATTAATAACTATTTGTAATACGTTATTAAATATTTTTTTTACTAAATTCAAACTCTTTCATATTTTTACATTTTTTATTTAGCTCGGGGTTCTTCTCGGGGGGGCCCGTCCTTGTTTTTTCCCCTTAAAACTAAGTATAGTCAGACTATACTTAGTTTTAAGGGGAAAAACCAAGGAAGAGCCCCCAACCCCCGACAATGTAAAATACTGAGCCCAGTAGGAATTGAACCTACACTAGCGATTTAGAAGACCGCTGTCCTATCCATTAGACGATGAGCTCTTGTATATATTATATATAACAAATAATTTGTATAACATTGGATAGTATTCTCCGGTGAAGGACTTTTTCTTAATATGTTTAAATTCTTTTTATATTCAAATACAAATTCACCTACATATAGGACCTTCTAATACTTTTTCTTTTTTAATCTACTTCCAACTTTCTTTTCCGGCTCTATGCTATAAATTGCTTTTTTGTCCTTGTTTCCTTTAGTTTCCCCTAAACAGAACTCTCCTTCGTTAATGCGCCATGAGCTCTTCGAAGAACTGCTGCGACTTATTAAGAAGTTTCTTTTTAGCGGCTTTCTGCTAATTTTACATACTGCTATATCCTTTTTAGAATTTACCTATAGGTAAATTCTAAAAAGGATATAGCAGTATGTAAAAACCGCAGCTCTTCCTTTCTTCTTATTTCCCCCTAGATAAGCAAAAATGAATAAGGGGCTTCGGGGTCTGGTCCCCGGGGTTCTTCTAGTAATTTTTACCATTATAAATAAGTTTAGTTAGACCGAAGGGTACTGGACTTATTTATAATGGTAAAAATTCTCCCTTTTTAAGGACTCGGGGGCTTTTCCTTGGGTTTTCCCCTTAAAACTAAGTAGAGTCTGACTCTACTTAGTTTTAAGGGGAAAACCCAAGAACGGGCTTGGGGGCCCCTGCCCCAAGTTGGGGCTAGGGGCCCCCGACCCCTGCCCCAAGTATGGGCTAGGGGCCCCCTACCCCCAGCCTTCTGCCAAGTATGGGCTGGGGGCCCCCAACCCCCGAGCGGTTTAAAACCCCGTTATTCTCAACTAGAAGGGCTGGTTTAGAGTTTAGAATAACGGGGTTTAACTGAAACTAGAAGGGCTGGTTTAAGTTAAGCCCCGTTATTCTCAACTAGAAAGGGGTTAAACTTAAACTAGGAGGGCTGGTTTAAGTTTAACCCCGTTATTTCAACTAGAAGGGCTGGTTAAAACCGTTAGGCTCAAGGAGAAAACGGTCGGGGGTTGGGGGCCCCTGCCCATACTATGGGCTGGGGCCCCCAATCCCCAACCCCCAACCCCCGAGCCAACGAGCCCCTCTTCCTATGTTTTCTCCCTCCCTCCTACCCTACGGCTCCGGCTCCGGCTTAAACCTAAGTTTAGACCGAAGGGGTCTAGCTAAACTTAGGTTTAAGCCGGAGCCGGAGCCGTAGGGTAGGAGGGATGGAGAAAACATAGCCGGACCGGAGGGAAGCCGGAGGGTAGAAGGAAGGGCCTGTTCTTGCTCTTCCGTTCTCCCTCCTACCCTCCGGCTCCGGCTAAAAACTAAGTACAGTCTGACTATACTTTGTTTTTAGCCGGAGCCGGAGGGAAGCCGGAGGGTAGAAGGGAAAGCCGTATGGTAGGGAAACCCTCCTATACCTTTTATAATCACTTTTTATAGGGGCTCTTCCTTGGGCTCGATGGCTCGGGGGCCCCAGCCCATAGGCTGGCCCCCCCCCCGACCGCCCCTGCCCTTCTTCCCTCCGGCTATGTTTTTCCCATTAAAACTAAGTATAGTCAGACTATACTTAGGTTTAAGGGGCTCGTTGGCCGCCCGCCCCTTCGATGGCCAGGGGGTGGTCGGGGGGCCCCCAGCCCCAACTATGGGCTGGGGGCCCGTCCTTGGTTTTTCCCCTTAAAACTAAGTATAGTCAGACTATACTTAGTTTTAAGGAAAAAAACCAAGGGGGCCCCCAGCCCATAGTTGGGGCTGGGGCCCCCCCCGAGCCATCGAACCCCCGGGCTGCTACGGGGTGGCCATCGAACCCGAAGGAGGCCAACGAGGGGGGAAAACATAGGAAGAGGGGAAAGATCCTTTTTAATGAACTATAACAAAGTTATAGTTCATTAAAAAGGATCTTTCCCAGGAGAGGCTCGGGGGCTGGGGTTGGGGGCCCCTGCCCCAACTTGGGGCAGGGGCCCCCGAGCCCCAACCCCCGAGCCATCGAGCAAGAACCGCCCTCTCTTAGGTAAGTTTTCTCCCTCCTACCCTCCGGTCGGGGGCCCCCAGCCCCAAGTATGGGCTGGGGGCCCCCGAACGGAGGGTAGGAGGGAGAAAACTTACCTAAGAGAGAGCCGTAGGGGAGGGAAACCCTCCTATACCTTTTTTTATCCATTTTTATAGGGGCTTGGTATAAATTTCTTAAAACTAAAACCCGACGTATGTTAAACCTCCTATACCTTTTTTTATCCATTTTTATAGGGGTTTGGTATACATTTCTTAAAACTAAAACCCGACGTATGTTAAACCTCCTATACCTTTTTTTATCCATTTTTATAGGGGTTTGGTATTAATTTCTTAAAACTAAAACCCGACGTATGTTAAACCTCCTATACCTTTTCTAATCACTTTTTATAGGGGTATAAATTTCTTAAAACTAAAACCCGACGTTTCTTCCTATGTTTTTCCCATTATAATTAACTATAACAAAGTTATAGTTAAGTAATGGGAAAAACATAGCCGGACCGAAGGGTAGCCGGGGGGTAGAAGGGAGGGCTCGGGGTTTGGGGGTTGGGGGCCCCAGCCCCAAGTATGGGCTGGGGGCCCCCGACCCCAGCCCCAAGTATGGGCTGGGGCCCCCAACCCCCGACCGGAGGGAAAGAGGGAAGGCCGGAGGGTAGAAGGTAGAGCCGGAGCCGTAGGGACCGGAGGGAAAGAGGGAAGGAAGGGCCCCAGTTCTTCGTGTTCTTACACCAGTTCTTCGTGTTCTTACACAGTTATTCGTGTTCTTACATAAAACCTTCGTGTTCTTACACCGGCCCCCGAGCCCCAGCCCATACTTGGGGCTGGGGCTCGGGGGCCCCAGCCCCAAGTATGGGCTGGGGCCCCCCCCCGAGCGGTTTCCCGTATAGGATCCTTATAATTTTAGTTAGGCTAAAATTATAAGCCCAAGCACCGGTGCTATGAAGGCCGGATACTCTCTCTTATGTAAGTTTCATAGCGGAAGAGCACCAATTCTTATTAAGAACTTATTAAGTTCTTAATAAGAATTGGTGCTCTTCCGCTATGAAACTTACATAAGAGAAACCGAAGGGTACTCGAAGGAGTTCTTGGTCGGGGGTTGGGGGTTGGGGGCTGGGGCCCCCAACCCCCGAGTGCTCCTAAAAAAAGGCCTGCTCTTCGGCTATGAAACAAAGGAAGATTTAAAGGACAGCAGCAGAAGAATCAGCAGTTCGGAGAAACCGTCTACCGGAAGAAAGGGTAGCAGCAAGGTTCATAACGCGCAAGAAGATAGGCTGACCTCATAGCAACAAACCTCGGTTAATTACAACCTAGGGTTCGGCAAACAAGGCAATACAAGCAAGTTCTTACAAACAAAAAAGCCAAATTTAAAGTTTTAGTTTCATAAAAATAGCTTTTTATCTTGTACATGCTTAAAAAAAAAGTTTTAAAATATGTTTCAATTTTAAATTGGTTTTCCTAGTACAGAAGTAGAAAACTGCTATAGGTACAATTTCTCTTTATTTTAAATTAATTAAATAGAAAGCCAATTCTAAATAAAACATATTTTAAATTATAAATTAAAATAAGCCAAAAGTTAATGAAATATCAATTGGAAAAGTAGCACCAATACCTAACCATACTGCTACTAATGTACCTAATAAAAATAAAATAGTAGCTATAGGACGACGGTAAGGATTTTGAAACTTGTTAATACTTTCAATAAAAGGTACAGTGATTAAACCTGCTGGTACAGCAGCCATTAATAAAACACCTAATAATTTATTAGGTACAACACGTAAAATTTGGAAAACCGGGTAGAAGTACCATTCAGGTAAAATCTCCAAAGGAGTAGCAAACGGGTTTGCAGGCTCACCAATAGCTGCAGGATCTAACACTGCTAAACCAATAACACATGCAAACGTTCCAAAAATAACAACAGGGAACATGTAAAGTAAATCATTTGGCCAGGCTGGTTCACCATATGAATTATGGCCCATACCTTTTGCTAATTTTGCTTTTAAAACTGGATCACTTAAATCTGGTTTTTTAGTTACAGACATATATTAATTATGAATATAAATTAATAATTGTTATATAAACTTGTTATATCGGAAATTACAAGTTTCTATAACAATAAACAAAATAAAAAATGTTTTAATTATTGACTAGGTAGGGGGTTGGGGTTGGGGTAGGGGGTAGGGGTTTGGGGGTTGGGGTAGGGGGTTGGGGTTTGGGGTTTGGGGTTGGGGGTTGGGGTTGGGGGTTGGGGTTGGGGTTGGGGGTTGGGGTTTGGGGTTTGGGGTTTGGGGTTTGGGGTTTGGGGTTTGGGGGGTTGGGGGTTGGGGGCCCGTCCTTGGTTTTTCCCCTTAAACCTAAGTATAGTCTGACTATACTTAGGTTTAAGGGGAAAAACCAAGGACGGGCCCCCAACCCCCAACCCCCAACCCCCCAAACCCCGAGCCATCGAACCCGAAGGAGAACAGCCGGTCGGGATAGCAGCAGTTATTAAAGGTTTTAAAAGGTTTTTTAATAAAGAAAAATTTAAAAGTACTTAAATAAAAGGCTATTAAAACTAAAATAACTTTATACTTCTATTTAGTTATCCGAGAACCAATAAGATGTTCTAAAAAAAGAAACAGAAACAGAGTAAATGCAATAAAAAAACACAAAAATTTATAAAAATAACAAGTATTTTAGAAAATTAAAATAGTTTTTTATTTTATAAGTATCTAATGTATTTGCTAAAAAAAGTAAGTAAGTCTATAGTTTTTTATCGTAAAATATTTTAACATAAAACAATAATATTCTTATAAGTTTTATATTATTATAAATTATATAGGTAATGTTAAAACATTTTATTCTGTCTTTCATGTTTTTCCCTTTCTTTGTTTTTTTAAAACGGCTTTTATTTCTGCCAAATTGGAAGGAACACCTGCTGTTCCTATTCAGTCTTCTTTTTATCGTCTGAGATCCCGTTTACTTTGGGCTGCTCTATTTCTTACCCCCCCCCCCTCGATGGCTCGGGGGTTGGGGGTTGGGGGCTCTTCCTTGGTTTTCTCCCCTCTACCACTTCGTTCCCTCCGGCTCCGGCTTAAAACTAAGTATAGCTAGACCCCTTCGGTCTATACTTAGTTTTAAGCCGGAGCCGGAGGGAACGAAGTGGTAGAGGGGAGAAACCAAGGAAGAGCCCCCGAGCTGCTTCTTTCCTTGTTTTTTCCCATTATAATTAACTATAACTAAGTTATAGTTAATTATAATGGGAAAAAACAAGGACAGCCCATTTCTTCCTCTTTTACCCTACGGTCCTCTCTCTTTCTCTTACCCTTCGGTCCTCTTTTCCTTCCTCTTTTACCCTACGGCTCTTACCCTCCGGCTCTCTTTTACCCTACGGTACTCTCTCTTTCTCTTACCCTTCGGTCCTCTTTCCTTCCTCTTTTACCCTACGGCTCTTACCCTCCGGCTCTCTTTTCCCCTACAGTCCTCTCTTCCTCTTTTACCCTACGGCTCTTACCCTCCGGCTCTCTTTTACCCTACGGCTCTTACCCTCCGGCTCTCTTTTACCCTACGGTCCTCTCTCTTTCTCTTACCCTTCGGTCCTCTTTTACCATTCGGTCCTCTTTTCCTTCCTCTTTTCCTTCCTCTTTTCCTCTCTTCCTCTCTTCCTCTCTTCCTCTTTTACTCTCTTCCTCTTACCCTCCGGCTCTCTCTTACCCTCCGGCTCTCTCTTACCCTTCGGTCCTCTCTTCCTCTCTTCCTTCCTCTCTACCTCTCTTCCTCTCTTCCTCTCTACCTCTCTTCCTCTCTTCCTCTCTTCCTCTCTACCTCTCTACCTCTCTTCCTCTCTACCTCTCTTCCTCTCTTCCTCTCTTCCTCTCTTCCTTCTAAGACATAGCAGGGAAGAGGATTTTATCCTTCCGAAGGATCCATGCTTACTTATAAAAGGATTCTACCTCTTATTTTTTTATTAAGTCCCTTCGGGAAGCCGCATAGAGCGGAACAGCCCGTGAAGGTTTTAATAAGAGGTAGACGCGCCTTAAAAAGGAGGTTTCTCTCTGCGCCCCTAAAAGGAGGGGTCTTCTGCTACTCTTATAAATAAATAAATAAACGCCCATCTCTTATAAGTAAGTAAGTAAGTAAGTAAGTAAGTAAGTAAGTAAGTAAGTAAGTAAGTAAGTAAGTAAGTAAGCCAGTACGCTTCGCTAAGTAAGTAAGTAAGTAAGTAAGTAAGTAAGTAAGTAAGTAAGCCAGTCCGCTACGCTAAGTAAGTAAGTAAGTAACCGAAGGGTAGTGGGCCAGTCCGCTACGCTAAGTAAGTAAGTAACCGAAGGGTAGTGGGCCAGTCCGCTTCGCTAAGTAAGTAAGTAAGTAAGTAAGTAAGTAAGTAAGTAAGTAACCGAAGGGTAGTGGGCCAGTCCGCTACGCTAAGCCAGTACGCTTCGCTAAGTAAGTAACCGAAGGGTAGTGGGCCAGTACGCTTCGCTAAGTAACCGAAGGGTAGTGGGCCAGTACGCTTCGCTACGTAAGTAAGTAAGCCAGTACGCTTCGCTAAGTAACCGAAGGGTAGTGGGCCGTCCTTGGTTTTTCGGCCCCCAGCCCCAAGTTGGGGCTGGGGGCCCCCGACCGTTAAAATTAACTATAACCTGGTTATAGTTAATTTTAATGGGAAAAACCAAGGAACCGCTACGCTTAGCCAGTACGCTTCGCTAAGTAACCGAAGGGTAGTGGGCCAGTCCGCTTCGCTAAGCCAGTACGCTTCGCTAACCGAAGGGTAGTGGGCCAGTCCGCTTCGCTAAGTAAGTAAGAGAGTAAGCCAGTCCGCTTCGCTAAGTAACCGAAGGGTAGTGGGCCAGTACGCTTCGCTAAGCCAGTACGCTTCGCTAACCGAAGGGTAGTTAGCGGGCCAGTCCGCTTCGCTAAGCCAGTACGCTTCGCTAAGTAACCGAAGGGTAGTGGGTCCCCTACGGCTCTCTCTTGGTTTTCCTCCTACCCTCCGGCTCTTACGCTTCGCTCCCTACGGCTCCGGCTTAAAACTAAGTATAGACCGAAGGGGTCTAGCTATACTTAGTTTTAAGCCGGAGCCGTAGGGAGCGAAGCGTAAGAGCCGGAGGGTAGGAGGAAAGGACGGGCTCGGGGGCCCCCAGCCCCAAGTATGGGCTGGGGGCCCCCGACCCCAGCCCCAAGTATGGGCTGGAGCCCCCGACCGTCCTTTCTCCACCCCTTCGGTTTAAAATTAACTATAACCAGGTTATAGTTAATTTTAAACCGAAGGGGTGGAGAAAGGGTTCGATGGCCACCCCCTCGATGGCCGCAGAAGGGGCGGCCATCGAGCCCTTCTGCGGCCCTTCCTTCTACCCTCCGGCCTTCTACCCTCCGGCTACCCTTCGGTTCGGTCCGGCTATGTTTTCTCCACCCCCGGCCGCAGAAGGGGCGGCCATCGAGCCCCTTCGGTTTAAAACTAAGTATAGCTAGACCCCTTCGGTCTATACTTAGGTTTAAGCCGGACCGGACCGAAGGGTAGCCGGAGCCGTAGCCGTAGCCGTAGGGAACGAAGTGGTAGAGGGGAGGGAGGAAGGGAGCCGGAGGGGTAGAGGAAAACATAGGAAGAGGGGAAACGCTTCGCTAAGCCAGTCCGCTTCGCTTACCGAAGGTTAGTGGGCCGTCCTTGTTTTTCTCCACCCCTTCGGTTTAAAATTAACTATAACCTGGTTATAGTTAATTTTAAACCGAAGGGGTGGAGAAAGGAACCGCTTCGCTAAGTAACCGAAGGGTAGTGGGCCAGTCCGCTACGCTAAGCCAGTACGCTTCGCTAACCGAAGGGTAGTGGGCCAGGACGCTTCGCTAAGCCAGTACGCTTCGCTAACCGAAGGGTAGTGGGCCAGTCCGCTTCGCTAAGTAAGAAAGTAAGCCAGTACGCTTCGCTAATCGAAGGGTAGTGGGCCAGTACGCTTCGCTAACAGAAGGGTAATGGGCCAGTACGCTTCGCTAAGTAAGTAAGAGAGTAAGAGAGTAAGAGAGTAAGTTATAATGGGTGCTTCTCTGTAACAAAGGAAGGGCTCGTAGGCCGCAAGAACTGCTTCTACGGAAACCGGAAGCAGTTCTTGCGACTGAAAGGGATACCCCCGTACTTGGGTGCCCCTCTAGGCAGGGCTCTTATGCGTATGTAGGTCTTATAAGTAAGATGGACCCCTCTAGGGACGGGGGCTAGTAGTCCGCCCCCTAGTTGGCCTCCTTCGGGGGGGTACCACCCGGGCTAGTACTAGCCCGGGTGTACCCCCCCGAAGGAGGCCAACTAGGGGGCGGACTACTAGCCCTTAAAGGCCCTAGAGGGGCCCATCTTACTTATAAGACCTACATAAGCCATAAGCATAAAAGCCCGGCCATCGAGGGGTGTTATCTTATAAGACCTCCAAAAGAGCCCTACCTAGAGGGGCCCATCTTACTTATAAGACCGCCAAAAGAGCCTGCCTAGAGAGGGCCCATCTTACTTATAAGACCTACATAAGAGCCCCTTAGCCCACTTTAGGTTTCGTATTATAAATAACTATACTAAAAGTATAGTTATTTATAATACGAAACTGAAAAGCGACACTTACTTACTTACTTATAAGAGCTGTCCCCAAGACTGTAAGTTATTCCGCAGCAGAAGAAGACCTTTCAGTCCGTACCCCTTTCAGTTAGAAGACCTTCTAGAAGAACCCGGGTCTTCTGCCACAAAGCAAGGGTGCCCCTTTAAAAATAGAAGAAGGGGTTCAAGCATCGGCGTTTTAAGCAGCCGGTGCGGAGCAACCGGTTGCTCCGCACCGGCCTACTCTTAAAAAAGAAATAAGAACTCGAATTGCCTTCTTTGGTGCAAGAAGGGCTCCTTTAAGGGAAACCGGTCTTCTTGTGCTTTCTCCGCTTTCCCTCCGGTTTCCCATTATAATTAACTATAACTAAGTTATAGTTAATTATAATGGGCTAGGAATTTTTACCATTATAAATAAGTATAGACCGAAGGGGTCTAGCTATACTTATTTATAATGGTAAAAATTCTCCCTACGGACCCCTCGCTGGCCCCTCTTCCTATGTTTTTCCTCGGGGGCCCCTAGCCCCAAGGCTGGGGCTCGGGGGCCCCCAGCCTTCTGCCAAGTATGGGCTGGGGGCCCCCCGACCTACGAGGGGAAAGATCCATTTAAATGAACTATAACCTACTAAGTTATAGTTCATTTAAATGGATCTTTCCAAGCCGAACCGAAGCCGTAGGGAACGAAGTGGTAGAGGGGAGAGCCGGACCGGACCGGAGGGTAGGAGAGCCGGAGGGTAGAAGGAAGGAAGGGCGGTCGGGGGCCCCAGCCTTCTGCCAAGTATGGGCTGGGGTTGGGGGCCCCTGCCCCAACTTGGGGCAGGGGCCCCCGAGCCCCCGACCGCCCTTCTGCGGCCTACGAGGGGCAGGAAAGCAACCGCCTTAAAGTTGCTCTTCCTCCGCTTTCCCTCCGGTTTCGCATTATAATTAACTATAACTTAGTTATAGTTAATTATAATGCGAAACCGGAGGGAAAGCGGAGGAAAGCAGCACCGGTCGGGGCGGAGCACCCGCCGGGTGCTCCGCCCCGGCGGTTTCCAGAGAGGGGCACCTTTGTCCTGCTCTTCGGCGATGAAACAAAAAGAGAAAATGGGAAACCGGTGCTGCGTCTTTCCTTTTCCCATTATAATTAACTATAACTAAGTTATAGTTAATTATAATGGGAAAAGGAAAGACGCAGCACCGGTTTCCCGTTTCTTGCTTGGGGCGGGGGCTCGTTGGCCGCCCCCGGCCAACGAGGGGGCGTCCTCGCCTTCGAAGGGGAGCCGGTCGGTGCGGAGCAACCGGCGGTTGCTCCGCACCGACCGGTACAGAAGGTTTCCTTTTATAATTAACTATAACTTAGTTATAGTTAATTATAATGGGAAAACCCAAGGGTTCGATGGCTCGGGGGGGCCCCCGCCTCAACTATGGGCTGGGCCCCCCCCCGACCACCCCCCGGCCTCCTTCGGCGGTCGGGTGCCCCAGCCCCAACTTGGGGCTGGGGCCCCCGAGCCATCGAGCAAGAACCGGCTGCTTCATCGAGGGGAAATAAGCAGCCCTCTCTTTTTGTTTCAAAGGGAAGGTGCTGCTTCCCTATTATAACTAATTATATTTAAATATAATTAGTTATAATAGGGAAGCAGCACCTTCCCTTTGAAACAAAAAGGTCTTCATACTTTAAAGGGCTATAGGCGGTTCTTGAAGAACACCCTTTCCTATTCTAATTAACCTAAGTATAGTTAATTAGAAAAGGAAAGGCGCAATAACCGCCTTTCCGTAGCACATAGCCCCGAAGCAGCCTTGTCTGGGGACCAGCAGTTCTTATAAGGAACCCCCCCCCTGCTGCCTATAGTATATCCCCCTCCTTTTTAAGGCGGTTTACAGAGAGGGGGGGGGGCGTCCGTTCGAGAAGACCCCCGGCTGCTGCCTATAGGTCGGCCGTTCGAGAAGAACCCGAAGCAGCAGTTCTGGCAGAAGAAACCGCGGTTCTTGCAACCGGTTGCAAGAACCGCGGTTTCTTCTGCCAGAACTGCTGCTTCGGCTGCTGCCTAGAGGGGCAGCGAAATCCAGCCCTTCCCTTCTATAAGAGGAAGGAACACCCTGAGGCTTCCAAGAAGAAAAGGGGTTAGCTGAGACCTAACCCATTATAACTAATTATATTTAAATATAATTAGTTATAATGGGTTAGCTGAGACCTAACCCATTATAACTAAGTATATTTAAATATAATTAGTTATAATGGGTGCTCCTATAAGGAGGATCTTCAGGGGTCTCCCCTCTATGGAAACCGCCTTAAAAGGAGGGGCTTCTTCTACGAGCCCCTAGAAGAACCCCGAAGCAGCCTTGTCTGGCAGAAGAACCAGCAGTTCTTAGAAGGAAGGAAGGAACCCCCTTCGGTCGGGGGGCCCCCAGCCCCAAGTTGGGGCTTTCCTTGGTTTTTCCCCTTAAAACTAAGTATAGTCTGACTATACTTAGTTTTAAGGGGAAAAACCAAGAACGGGCTTGGGGGCCCCTGCCCCAAGTTGGGGCAAGGGGCCCCCGACCCCTGCCCCAAGTTGGGGCTAGGGGCCCCCGACCCCCGAGTCCCTCTTAGGAGCGGGGCCGCTTTCAGTCCACTGAAAGGGGGTTCTTCTAGGTGCTCCGTTTTCCTATTCTAATTCACTATACTTAGGTATAGTGAATTAGAATAGGAAAACGGAGCACCTAGAAGAACCCCCAGAAGAACCCCTGCACTTACTTATAAGACTGAAAGGTCTTCCTCCTGCTGTTCTTCGGACGCTGGGGCCTTCGGGCTGCTCGGGTGGTTCCCCCCCGAAGGAGCCCGACCTGCTGGTGATACCGCTGGTTCCCCCGAAGGAGGAGCAACCTGCTGTTCTTCTTATTAGGAACAGCAGGAGGAACGCCCGGTTTACCGAAAAGGGAGCCAGTGGAAAACAAAGGAAAAAGGACTGTAAGGTCACTTACTTATAAGTAACCCAGTGGTTCCCCCTTCGGTAAGTATAAGTCTTACTTAGAAGTAACCTTACAAGTCTTGCACCACTTGTCATTTTAAGTTTCGTATTATAATTAAATATACTTACTAGCTTTAAGTATAGTTAATTATAATACGAGACTAAAAAAAAGACCGAAGGTTTCCTACTACAAATAAAATACATATAAAGAAATTCTAAAAGGTAACTTACTTATAAGTAAGGACTTTTTTTTTAAAGGCCCCGTACCACTTACAAGCAAGTAAGCCCTATTATAAAAGAAGGGCACGAAGAAGCCAGTTGTTCCTGCGGAAGAGTAGGAAAAGGGAGAAACCTAGTAAGCGCCTATATAGAAGAGCTTTTCTGCTGGTTGAAAATTAGTTACGGTTTTTTGTAGAACGGATAGAACAAACAAACGGTAACAGAAGCTTAAACTTACCTTTTTTACGTATACAGTAAAACAAAGAACTTAAAAATAGCCAATTAGCTTTTACATATAAAAATATGTTAAAATTAATTTAGTAATAAGTTTTTGTTTGATTTTAAATTACTATTTGAAAACTCTTTTAATTTATAGCGTTGCTTTAACAAGATGATTACACATTCAATAGTTTTTTAAGATTGTTAATTGTTATATTAAGGAGAAATCCCATGACAATTAGTTCACCTGAACGTGAAGCAAAAAAAGTAAAGATTGCGGTTGATCGTAATCCAGTAGAAACAAGTTTTGAAAAATGGGCGTGCGACCTGAAAAAGGAATGTGACAAAAAAAAAATAAGTATAAATTAAGCCAGTTTCCTACGGTCTCGGCTTCTATACCCCTTTCATCTACGTTTTCTCTTAAGCAGCTGTTCCTAGCTTCTACAGTATCGATGTTTTATTTCTTTTACTTATAAGTTAAGTAAGGTCTTCCTTTAAAAGGCTATAGAGGTTTCGGCCCCCTCGTTGGCCGGGGGCGGCCAACGAGCCCCTAGACTTACTTAACTTAACTATACTTAACTTAACTTAACTTATAAGACCCGGATCCGTTCATTCTTATAAGTAAGTAAGCCAGTACGCTTCGCCTAAGTAAGAGTGTAAGTAAGCCAGTACCCTTCGGTAAGCCAGTACTCTTCGGTAAGTATAAGACCCCCGTGCCAAATTTCAGTGGTCGGCTAGGGAACCCGGTCTTCTTGTGCGGAGCAACCGGTCGGGGCACCCGTCGGTTGCTCCGCCCCTTCGATGGCCAGGGGGTGGCCATCGAACCCCCGACCGGTTGCTCCGCACAAGAAGACCGGGTTCCCTAGCCTGAAAGGGTACGCTGAAGATTCTTCTCTATGCCAGGGCTGAAAGGTCTACTTACTTATAAGACCGAAGGGTACTAGAAGGACTGAAAGGGTACAGGCTTGGGGCCTGAGACCTTACAGGGCCCCGACCAATGAACTGAGCCTCCTTCGACCGGCAGTTCTTATCAGTTAAGTTAGTCCTTGGTACCAGCAGAGTACCCCTTTAAGTCAGCAGACCTTTCAGTCGCCGATGCTTGGAGGATTCTTTCAGTCCTTTCAGGACGCAAAGCTGCGAATTGCGTTTTTGGAAACCTGCGGTTTCCCTTTTGCTTTTTTGCTGCTCCTTTCTTTGCTGTTCCTTTTCTTTGCTGTTCCTTTTATTTGCGGTTTCCCTTTTGTAAGTGTCCTTCCACTGAAAGGGTCGAGTCTCATCAGGTCTTATCTTATAAGACTACGAGCCCCTAAGCCACTGAAAGGACTGAAAAATCCTCCTTCTTCCTTCTTTAAGCGAAACAGGCGGGGCCCTTTTAGGACCCTTCGGTCCTTTCAGTGGCTCCTACAAAAGCTGGGGGTTATTCAGCGGTTCTTCGGCGTTTAAAGGGCTTTTTGTTCTTGCTCTTCCCCTCGTAGGCCGCAGAAGGGCGGTCGGGGGGGCCCCAGCCTTGGGGCCCCCCCGACCGCCCTTCTGCGGCCTATGAGGGGAAAGGCTCGGGGGCCCCAGCCCCAAGGCTGGGGCTCGGGGGCCCCCAGCCCCAAGTATGGGCTGGGGGCCCCCCCGACCGCCCTTCTGCGGCTTCTGAGACTCGACCCTTTCAGTGGGGGAGAGAAACTCCTTGGTTTTTCCTCGGGGGCCCCTAGCCCCAAGTTGGGGCTAGGGGCCCCCGACCATTATAATTAACTATAACTAAGTTATAGTTAATTATAATGGTCGGGGGCCCCTAGCCCCAACTTGGGGCTAGGGGCCCCCGAGGAAAAACCAAGGAGTTTCTCTCCCCCTCGTAGAAGCAGGCTCGATGGCTCGGGGGCCCCAGCCCCAAGGCTGGGGCTCGGGGGCCCCCAGCCCCAAGTATGGGCTGGGGGCCCCCCCCCGACCACCCCCGGCCGCAGAAGGGGCGGCCATCGAGCCCCGGCTGCTTCATCGAGGGGCCTACGAGGGGAAAGAAGGAGGCCTCTCCCCTCTCTGTAGGGTTTTCCCCTTATAATTAACTATAACAAAGTTATAGTTAATTATAATGGTCGGGGGCCCCTAGCCCCAACTTGGGGCTAGGGGCCCCCGAGGAAAAACCAAGGAAAGGCCGGGGCTCGATGGCCTCCCCTTCTGCGGCCGGGGGTGGCCTACGAACCCTATGTTTTTCCATTTATAAATAAGTTTAGACCGAAGGGGTCTAAACTTATTTATAAATGGAAAAACATAGGAAGAGGGGGCTCTTCCCCTCTTCCTATGTTTCCCTCTTACGCTTCGCTCCCTCCGGCTTAAAAATAAGTTTAGACCGAAGGGGTCTAGCTTAACTTATTTTTAAACCGAAGGGGCTCTTCCCCTCGATGGCCGGGGTGGCCATCGAACCCTTGGTTTTTCCCCTTAAAACTAAGTATAGCTAGACCCCTTCGGTCTATACTTAGTTTTAATGGAAAAAACAAGGAGAGGCTCGGGGGCCCAGCCCATAGTATGGGCTGGGCCCCCGAGCCTCTCCTTGTTTTTTCCATTAAAACTAAGTATAGACCGAAGGGGTCTAGCTATACTTAGTTTTAATGGGGCCCCTAGACCGAAGGCGGCCCCGCCCAGACTTGGGGCTAGGGGTTGGGGGCCCCTGCCCCAACTTGGGGCTAGGGGCCCCCGAGCCCCCGAGAAAAAACAAGGAAAGAAGGAGGCCGCAGAAGGGGTGGCCATCGAACCCAGAAGCAGGGGCTCGATGGCCGCCCTGTCCTTGTTTTTCTCCGCCCCTCCGGCTTAAACCTAAGTATAGACCGAAGGGGTCTAGCTATACTTAGTTTTAAACCGGAGGGGCGGAGAAAAACAAGGAAAGAAGGAGGCCCTTCCCCTCGATGGCCGCCCCTTCTGCGAAGCAGCCTCCAAGCACCGGCGGGCTCGATGGCCGCCCCTTCTGCGGCCGGGGGTGGCCATCGAACCCCAAGAAAACCTAGATGGGGACTTAGAAATAACAGTACATAATTTACTATAAGATTTTTAACAAAAAAAGAATAACTATAAAAGTCAAAACTTGGTTTAAATAACACATAAACTTGGATTTTAATCGTGTGTATTTTATGTTGGCAGTTCTTGCCGCCTTATTAAGAGCTCTTAATAAGAAAGTATGATTCTTTTTCTTATTAAGTAGTGGTCTATGTTTAATCTTCCTTTAGAACTACCTAAGAAGATCTTCGATTTATACGGTTTCTTCTTACTTATAAGTAAGAAGAAACCTGCTATTGGTCTAACGTCTGTTTCTCTCTTACGCCATTTCGTTGGAGAACAGCGTTTTGTCTACTTATAAAGATCTATCAAATCCCCCTTTTTCCCTTCTCCTACTTAAGAACCTTCTTTCTTTTCCTTAAAAGCTTTGCACCTTCTATTTCTTATAAGTAAGTAAGAAAAGCTGAACTTACTTATAAGCCGAAGGGTCTTCTGCGAAACCGGCTGCTCTTATTAAGCACCGAAGGGGCCTTCTGCCAAAAGAGCATCGGCGTTTAAAGCAGCCACTGGCTTACTTATAATTCTTATAGGTAGGATTTCTTGCTGTTCTTGCAGGCTTCACTGAGTTCGCTCGTTCTTCTTATTCTTTGTTCTTACGCAACTTCGTTGCCGTTTATCTCTCCAAAGAGCAGGACTGAAGGGCTCCTTTTAAAGGGAAACCGGTGTTCTTCTTTCCCCTCGCTGGCCCCTCGATGGCCGCAGAAGGGGCGGCCATCGAGCCCCGGGTTCGATGGCCACCCCGGCCCTTCTCTCCTTCCCTTCGGTCCGGCTATGTTTTTCCCATTAAAACTAAGTATAGTCAGACTATACTTAGGTTTAAGGGTTGGGGGCCCCTAGCCCCAACTTGGGGCTAGGGGCCCCCGAGGAAAAACATAGGAAGAGGGGCCAGCGAGGGGAAAGAAGAACACCGGCGTTCCTCTTTATCTTTCCTTTGTTTCCCTCTTTCAGTCAAAGGCGGGCGCCCTTTGTTGGGCACTGAAAGGATTTTTAAGAAACAGGCACGGGACTTAATGAAACTAGACAGCCAGTTTCCCTATAAACAAACGCCCGTTCCAAAAAGAACCGTACGTGACAGTTACCCGTCAGACGGCTCTCCCGCTCTTTCTATTTTTCATTTCTGCCTTTCTTTTATTTATTATGAATTTGTCTGCGTAACGTTGACGTAAAGTTGTGCGAATGTAATCTGGGCAAAGTAGATTCGAAGCTGGAATTTCTAATTGGTTACTACCCAATAGTAGCTGATTTAGTGATACGTATGCGTTTCCTGTTATTTGATATTTTACTGAGATATGAAAAATATCGTTTACTATAAGTATAGCAAATTGACAGTTAAATTTTTTACTTACATTGTCTTGTAATAAATTCGTTAATTTTTTTTTATTCAAATGTAATTTTATTTATTGTAATTTTTACATTTGGGAACCTCACCACGTTTGTTTCAAAGGGAAACAAAGAAGGCTCGGGGGGGCCCCAGCCTTCTGCCAAGTATGGGCTGGCCCCCCCCCCCGACCGCCTCTTCTTCTGCCAGAACTGCTGCAGCAGTTCTGGCAGTTCTGGCAGAAGAAACCGCGTTTTCCTCTTGCAGGGGGGTCTTCTGCCAGAACGGCTGCCGCAGAAGAATCGCCGGTTGGCTACTTTAAACTCCGAAGAACCCCTGCAAGAACCCTGCTTCTTTCCTGCCCCTCGTAGGCTCGGGGGCCCCAGCCCCAAGTTGGGGCTGGGGCCCCCGACCGCAGAAGGGCCTTTCCGCCGCTTTCCCCTCGTAGGCCGGGGTGTCCTACGAACCCCTCCGGTTTCCCATTATAAATAAGTTTAGACCGAAGGGGTCAAGCCTCAGCCGGAGGGACCGTAGGGTAGCAGAGCTAGAGAGGCTGGACTTATTTATTTATAATGGGCTAGGAAGTTTTACCATTATAAATAAGTATAGACCGAAGGGGTCTAGCTATACTTATTTATAATGGTAAAACTTCCTCTTTTAAAGGAGGGGTTCGTCGGCCACCCCGGCCTACGAGGGGAAAGCGGTGCTCTGGACCTTTCAGTCTCGTAGGCCGCTCGGGGGCTCGGGGGCCCCCAGCCCCAAGTTGGGGCAGGGGCCCCCAACCCCAGCCCCAAGGCTGGGGTTGGGGGCCCCTGCCCCAACTTGGGGCTGGGGGCCCCCGAGCCCCCGACCCTTCTGCGGCTTCTTCTACGAGCCGGAGGGAAGGAGAGAGCCCCTTCGATGGCCCCTCGCTGGCCGGGGTGGCCATCGAAGGGGGTGGCCATCGAACCCCGAAAGAGCTTTCCCCTCTTTCCCTCCGGTTAAAAGAGGAATTTTTACCATTATAAATAAGTTTAGTCAGACCGTAGGGAACTGGACTTATTTATAATGGTAAAAATTCTCCTCCTTCGGGCTCTTACCCTCGATGGCCGGGGTGGCCATCGAACCCTTGGGCTCGTAGGCCGCCCTTCTGCGGCTCGGGGGCCCCAGCCCCAAGTTGGGGCTGGGGCCCCCGACCTACGAGGGGAAAGATCCATTAAAATGAACGATAACAAAGTTATAGTTCATTTTAATGGATCTTTCCAAGCCGGACCGAACGGAAGCCGGACCGGAGGGAAGGAGAGAAGGAAGGGCCCCAGCCCCAAGGCTGGGGCTCGGGGGCCCCCAGCCCCAAGTATGGGCTGGGGGCCCCCCCCGACCGCCCCTTCTGCGAAGCAGCCTCAGAGAACCTAGGGGAACCGGTCTTCTTGTGCGGAGCAACCGCCGGTTGCTCCGCACCGGCGGGCTCTTCCTATGTTTTCTCCACCCCTTCGGTTTTAAAATAAGTTTAGCTCCACCCCTTCGGTCTAAACTTATTTTAAAACCGAAGGGGTGGAGAAAACATAGCCGGACCGAACCGAAGGGAAGGAGAGCAGCCGTAGGGACCGGAGGGAAAGAGGGAAGGAAGGGTCCCTCGTTGGCCCCTATATGGCCGGGGTGGCCCTCGAACCCGGGGGTTCGATGGCTCGGGGGCCCCATCCCCAAGGCTGGGGCCCCCGACCACCCCCTGGCCATCGAGCCCGCTCGAGGCGGAGCACCCGGCGGGTGCCCCGACCGGTTCCCCTAGGTGCTCTGAGGCTGCTTCGCAGAAGGGGTGGCCCTTCCTTCCTCCCTCCTACCCTACGGCTCCGGCTCCGGCTACCCGCCGGTCCGGCTCCTCCCCTCTTACGCTTCGCTCCCTACGGCTCCGGCCTCTAACGCTTCGCTCCGCCCCTCCGGCTACGGCTACCCTCTTCTCCCTTCCCTCTTTCCCTCCGGTCCCTACGGCTCCGGGGCGGAGCAACCGGCGGGTGCTCCGCCCCGCCCGGCTACCCTCCGGTCCGGCTCTTACGCTCTGCTACCCTTCGGCCTCTTACGCTCTGCTACCCTTCGGTCGGGGGGGGGGCCAGCCCATAGTTGGGGCTGGGGGCCCCCGAGCCCCAGCCCATACTTGGGGCTCGGGGGCCCCCAGCCCATACTTGGGGCTGGGGGCCCCCGAGCCCCAGCCCATACTTGGGGCTCGGGGGCCCCCAGCCCCAAGTATGGGCTGGGGGCCCCCGAGTCCCTCCGGTACGGCTACGGCTCCGGTTCTCTCCCCTCCCTTCCTTCCCTCTACAACTTCGTCCTCTTACGCTCTGCTACCCTTCGGTCCCTCCGGTACGGCTCCGGCTACCCTTCGGTCCGGCTCCTCTACCACTTCGTCTCCCTTCTACCCTCCGGCTTCCCTCCGGTCCGGTTCGGTCCGGTCCGGCTCTTACACTTCGTTCCCTACGGCTACGGTCGGGGGCCCCCAGCCCATACTTGGGGCTGGGGGCCCCCGAGCTACGGTCCGGCTACGGCTCCGGCTCCGGTTCGGTCCGGCTATGTTTTCTCCACCCCTTCGGTTTTAAATGAACTATAAATTAGTTATAGTTAATTTTAAACCGAAGGGGTGGAGAAAACCAAGGGTTCGTAGGACACCCCGGCTGCTTCTACGAGGGGAAGAGCCCCGGCCTTTCCTTGGTTTTCTCCCCTCCTACCGCCCCTCCGGCCTTGGTGAGGTTATAATTTTAGCTAGACCCCTTCGGTCTAAACTTATTTATAATGGGAAAAGGGTTCGTAGGCCACCCCTCTTCCAAGCACCGCTCTCCCTACCCTCCGGTTCGGTTTCCCATTATAACTAAGTTTAGACCGAAGGGGTCTAGCTAAACTTATTTATAATGGGAAAAACCAAGCCGGAGGGAAGAAGGGCCTGTCCTTGGTTTTTCCCATTAAAACTAATTATATTTAAATATAATTAGTTTTAATGGGAAAAACCAAGGACAGGCCCCTCTTCCTTGGGCTCGTAGGCCGCCCTTCTGCGGCCTACGAGGGGAAAGATCCTTTAAAATGAACTATAACTTTGTTATAGTTCATTTTAAAGGATCTTTCCCCTCGTAGGCCGCAGAAGGGCGGCCTACGAGCCCAAGGAGAGGCCGGGGTGGCCATCGAACCCGCCGAAGGAGGCCTCCTTCTTTCCTTGTTTTTTGGCCCCTAGCCCCAAGTATGGGCTAGGGGCCCCATTAAAACTAAGTATAGCTAGACCCCTTCGGTCTATACTTAGTTTTAATGGGGCCCCTAGCCCATACTTGGGGCTAGGGGCCAAAAAACAAGGACAGGGTCGGGGGGGCCCCAGCCCATAGTATGGGCTGGGGGCCCCCGAGCCCCAGCCCATACTATGGGCTGGGGCCCCCGAGCGGCCATCGAGCCCCTTCGATGGCCAGGGGGTGGCCATCGAACCCCCGGGTTCGATGGCCCCCCCGGCTGCTTCAGCGAGGGGCCATCGAGGGGAAAGAACGGGCGGCCATCGAGCCTGCTTCTACGAGCCGGAGGGAAGGAGAGAGGGAAAAGCCCATTATAATTAACTATAACTAAGTTATAGTTAATTATAATGGGAAAAACCAAGGGTTCGATGGCCACCCCCTATATGGCCGCAGAAGGGGCGGCCATCGAGCCCCGGCCATCGAGGGGAAAGCCAACAGCAGAAGAACCCCTTCTTAATGCCACTTTATAATAGTTTCTTCTTTCTTATATTGTGTGAAGAAGCCCTGTGGTATAAGCAAGAAATACAGTTCGCCGTGGTCCTCTCTCTTTAACCGATCGAGCAGAAGAGCCGGTGGAATACCCTTTAGCGGCGAACAGAGCTACAACAGACCACGGCGAACTGGTCTTTTAAAGTTCCTACCCCTCTTAAGGAGGGGGCCAACAAGGAAGAAGCTTTACTTATACAGTGAAAAATGCCCCACTTTATAATAGTTTCTTCTTACTTATATTTTGAAGGGAAGCCCTGTGGTATAAAGTAGCATTGTTAAAGGGAAACCGGCTCTTCCTTACTCTCTTACTTACTCTCTTACTTACTCTCTTACTCTCTTACTTACTCTCTTACTCTCTTACTTACTCTCTTACTTACTTAGCGTAGCGGACTGGCCCACTACCCTTCGGTTACTTACTTACTTACTTACTTAGCGTAGCGGACTGGCCCACTACCCTTCGGTTACTTACTTACTTACTTAGCGAAGCGTACTGGCTTACTTACTTACTTACTTACTTACTTACTTACTTACTTATAAGTCACTATTATAACAATCTAATTTTTTTTAGATAAAACAAAACTTTTTTGGTATATAATAATGCGAACAGAAAACTTTCTACCTTAACATATAAGGATAACAATACCCTTTTAGAATAAATAATTAAGAGCATTTAAACTATTTTTTATATTCTGTATTGTTTGTTTATCTAGTTTATATTTTTCAAAAAGTTCAACTACTGTTATTTTTGATAAAATACTAACTGTTTTGATATTAGCACGTTTTAATATAGTGTATGCCCGCATATTTAAATTTAAAAAAGAAATATCTATATCATTTTTTTTTATTAACGTACTATTAGTAGATAAAGAGCTTAAAACCGGCTGCGTAAAGGAGCAGCTATTCCTAAAGGACTGCTTCTTTCCCCTACGGGGATCCGGAGAGAAAAGCAGCTTTCGTATTTCCTGCGCAGACTTATAAGTTGTTTTTGGGCTTGGCCCGTAGACGTTAGGCTGAAAGGCTGCCGGAAGGCAGCCTTTCATCCTTACGTCTTGGGGCTCGATGGCCGCCCCCGGCCCTCGAGGGGGAAGACCACAAGACGTAAGGATGAAAGGCTGCCGTACTATGTTGGGGCCAGCACGTAAAACTGCGCTGACCTTAGGCATCTTCGCTGGGCTAGGACCTTTAAGGAAACCGCTGACCCTCGGGGCTGTTACGGAGAGGGAAGAAACCCCTTCAGACCCGACTTCGAACAACGGGTGACGCTGGACGTAAGCCGATTGATTAGTTAAAGGTTTTGTTAAACTTTTTTGATAAGAAACAGAATCTTTATATATTGAATTATAAATATTTGTTTTTTTCATATTTAAAAACAGTGTAGCAAGTGTAGAAAAAGCAGTTGCTAACGCTTCTTTAGGATGTAGACTACCATTTGTCCAAATTTCTAAAGTTATAATATTTCCAGTATTAAAATTATTTAAAAGTGTTAAGATCGGGACTATTTGCTTTTCAAAAGGATACGCGTTTTCGCCGAAGGAAGAAGAATCTATGTTCAACTCAGCAGCTGGAAGATCCGCGTGGAGCGAAGCGCTGACCGTGCCGAAGGCATCTGGCATCTGACCCCTAGAAGACATACACTTACCCATTTCGTTAATAGTCCTACTCTTATTTCTTTTTTTTACACCTACAATATTTGCAAAAGCTTTATTAGTGGTGCTATTTTTAAAAGGGTTTATTACTGTTGGTATTAATTTTGTTAAAAATGGTAATTTTTTTTGTAAAAAAAGATGGCTATCTAATAAAGTAAAAATATCATGTATAAATTGTTCTTTTATTTTCGCTTTTTTCATTAATCTGTTTTCATTTAGTTCTATAATATAAGATACTTTTGTAACGGGACTAAAAACAGCATCCACATTTAAATATGAATTTTTTAAAAGGAAGTCTACCTTATTTTCCGAAGTAGAAGGTACTAAAATTTTTTTAGAATAGATATTTTTTAAATATTCAAATAATAAAATTTGATTTTTTATATTCTTTTTTTCTAATAAACTTCTTTCTTCATTTAATGTATTTTGATATAAAGAAGTAGTAGATAACAAAGGTGATGATGGTTGAAGCGCAGCAAGTACCAACTGTTCCGGAGACAACATATGTTGGGGCTGGTCCTTTCCGTGGCCTGCTTTCATTGTCTCGGGTCGTAGGTCGTCCCCGGACAACGAGGGGGCTATCCCCCAGCAGCCTTACTATGGGAAGACCCGAGTAAGTAATTTTTATTAGTTTTTGATTTCTGAATTATATAACCTTTACCTTCCATTATAATACATTTCATATTTAAAATACCATCTTCTGATAAAGTTGTAATATATTGTTCTGGGTCAACACATTGTACAAAAGGTGGTAACCTTAAATGTTTCGCACGTATAATCCCAGGACCTTTCATTCTTAAATAAGCAACCACTGGAAAAAATGAATATACTTTATTATATAAAGTTGTTTTAGCTTTACCGAGTATTTTTTTAGTTTGTCCTTTTATGGTCTTATTTCCTTTTCCCTTCCGCGCTTCCCTGTCAGTAAAGCAGCGAAGATGTCTACGGTCAGCGCATTCTTCCTTTGCTTGGTCCTTTCCTTGGCTCGGGTGCCCTAGAGCCCCCGCCCCTATAGGTAACCCGGACTGGCAGAGAGCCGGCCGACGAGGTAAACCGGGCGGGCATAGAGCCCCCGTCCCTATAGGAAAAACGGGAGACCCCTGAACAGACCAGGGGCTCGTTGGCCGCCCCCTCGTTGGCCGGGGGCGGCCAACGAGCCCCCGGCCAACGAGGGGTAAAACGGAAATCTGCGCAGAGCCCCGACGTAGCGGCTCGGGACGCCGAGCTGTCCCCTTTGTTTGGCCTAGAGAGAGGGGGTTGGGGGCCCCCAGCCCCAACTTGGGGCTGGGGGCCCGTCCTTGGTTTTTCTCGGGGGCCCCTAGCCCCAAGTTGGGGCTAGGGGCCCCCAACCCCTTAAAACTAAGTATAGTCTGACTATACTTAGTTTTAAGGGGAAAAACCAAGGAAGAGCCCCAGGCGTAGCTGCCCCCAAGACGGAAAGGTTTCGGAATTGGGCGCGCGGGGGCGGCGGAGTTGGGCGCCCCTTCTATGCCCGAGGGCTCTATGCCCGCCCGGGGGGACTTTAGAGCCCCCGACCCCTCAGCGAAGCAGCCCTCTTTTCTTGAAAAAGGAAAAGTGCTACTTGGTATATGAGTTTTGGGGTTTAACAGTTGAGAGATGGGATTTGTTTGTTTTTTTAAAACAATTTCTTTTATATTTAATAATATATCTAAAACTGTTTCACGTACACCTACTAAAGTAGCGTATTCATGATTTACATTTTCGAATAATACGTTAACTATAGCTATACCTGTACATTCAGTTAAAAGTGTACGTCTTAAAGCATTTGCTACCGTTAAACTCATACTTTCTTCAAACGGCCCAAGAGAAAAACAAGCATAAAAACTACGTGGACTTTCAATTCTAGATTCTTTACAAGATACTATAGTCATAAAGAAAGGAAGTTTCTATTAAATTTTTGTAATGCTTATATAACCTTGTTATAAACTACTAAATAAAAAGATAGTATTATTTATAAAAATTGTTATTAAATCTAAATTTTTACCTTTATGTATGTTTTTACAGAAATGTTCTTTATGTAAAAACAAATAGAAAATTAATATTTTTCTTTTAAAAGTAAAAAGTCAGTCTAATTATGCATCTTCTTTTCTTGAGGAACAGGACGAAGCCTCTTTTTGATATTTTTCCCCTAGGTAAAGACTCAAAAAAGCCCCTCTCTGGCTTTAAAGGGTTTTCCTCTTCTCGTACGCCCCCACGTCTAAGCAGCCGGTGCTGCAGGAATCGCTGCCTTCTTCCAAGCACCGGTCTTCTTGTGCTCTCCTTCCCTCCGGCTCATAGGCCGCAGAAGGGCGGTCGGGGGGCCCCAGCCCATACTTGGGGCTGGGGCTCGGGGGGGCCCCAGCCCCAAGTATGGGCTGGGCCCCCCCCCCGAGCCTACGAGACTGAAAGGTCCAGAGCACCGCTTTCCCTCCGGCTTTCCTTGTTTTTTCCCCTTTAAACGTATTATATTTGAATATAATCCGTTTAAATGGGTCTCTTCCCCTCGTCCTATGTTTTCTCCCTCCCTCCTTCCCTACGGCTCCGGCTCCGGCTTATAATTAACTATAACAAAGTTATAGTTAATTATAAACCGAAGGGGTGGAGAAAACCTAGCCGGACCGAAGGGTAGCCGGAGCCGTAGGGACCGGAGGGGTAGAGGGAAGGAAGGGCCGGGGCTATATGGCCGCCCTGTCCTGGTTTTTTGGCCCCTAGCCCCAAGTCTGGGCGGGGCCGCCTTCGGTCTAGGGGCCCCATTAAAACTAAGTATAGACCGAAGGGGTCTAGCTATACTTAGTTTTAATGGGGCCCCTAGACCGAAGGCGGCCCCGCCCAGACTTGGGGCTAGGGGCCAAAAAACAAGGAAAGAAGGAGGCTCGGGGGCCCCAGCCCATACTTGGGGCTGGGGCCCCCGAGCCTCCTTCTTTCCTTGTTTTTTCCCCTTAAAACTAAGTATAGACCGAAGGGGTCTAGCTATACTTAGGTTTAAGGGGAAAAAACAAGGACAGGGCTCGATGGCCGCCCCTTCTGCGGCCATATAGGGGGTGGTCGGGGGCCCCAGCCCATACTTGGCAGAAGGCTGGGGCCCCCGAGCCATCGAACCCTTTCTCCACCCCTTCGGTTTTAAATGAACTATAACTAATTTATAGTTCATTTAAAACCGAAGGGGTGGAGAAAACCAAGCCGGAGGGAAGAAGGGTCGGGGGCCCCATCCCATACTTGGGGCTGGGGCCCCCGAGCCGCCCTTCTGCGGCCTACGAGGGTAAAAGGACCGAAATTTTCCCATTATAAATAAGTTTAGACCGAAGGGGTCAAGCCGAAGCCGGAGCTAGGAAGTTTTCCCCTTATAAATAAGTTTAGTCAGACTATACTTATTTATAAGGGGAAAACTTCCTCGCCGGAGGGGTAGAGGCTGGACTTATTTATAATGGGAATATTCCTAGCCCATTATAATTAACTATAACTGAGTTATAGTTAATTATAATGGTAAACCGGAGGGAAAGAGCTGCTCTGTACCTTTCAGTCTCGTAGGCCGCTCGGGGGGGCTCTTCCTTGGTTTTTCCTCGGGGGCCCCTAGCCCCAAGTTGGGGCTAGGGGCCCCCAACCCTTAAAACTAAGTATAGACCGTAGGGGTCTAGCTATACTTAGGTTTAAGGGGAAAAACCAAGAACGGGCTTTTCCTTGGTTTTTCCTCGGGGGCCCCTAGCCCCAAGTTGGGGCTAGGGGCCCCCGACCATTAAAATGAACTATAACTTAGTTATAGTTCATTTTAATGGGAAAAACCAAGGACGGGCCCCTGCCCATAGTTGGGGCAGGGGCCCCCAACCCCTGCCCCAACTATGGGCAGGGGCCCCCCAACCCCAGCCCATACTTGGGGCTGGGGCCCCCGAGCCCCAGCCCCAAGTATGGGCTGGGGCCCCCGACCCTTCTGCGGCCTACGAGGGGAAAGCAACCGCTCGGGGGTTCGATGGCCACCCCTTCTGCTGGCCATCGAACCCCCGACCCTTCTGCGGCCTACGAGGGGAAAGCAACCGCTCGGGGGTTCGATGGCCACCCCTTCTGCTGGCCATCGACCCCCCGAGCGGTTGCTCCGCACCGGCGGGCTTTTTGCAAGAACCCCTGTAGGGCCTCTTCTTCTGCCGAAGGGTACTGGCTTACTTCTTCGCAGAAGAAGGGTATTCCCGAAGGGTATTCCCGAAGGGTACTGGCTTACTTATAATTCTACGCGCCCCCTTTAGGTCTTCTGTGCCCCTAGTCCCTTTTCGTCTCCTTCGGGGAAACCGTCGAAGCAGCCACCCGCCCGTAAAATTATAAGTAAGACCTGCCTCTAGGGGCACAGAAGACCTAAAGGGGGCGCGTATACTTAGAAGGAAGGAAGAGAGAGAGGACCGTAGGGAACCGAAGGGTAAGAGAGAGCCGGAGGGTAAGAGCCGAAGGGTAAGAGAGAGCCGGAGGGTAAGAGAGAGCCGGAGGGTAAGAGAAAGAGAGCCGGAGGGTAAGAGCCGAAGGGTAAGAGAGAGCCGGAGGGTAAGAGAGAGAGAGAGGAAGAGAGTAAGGAAAAGAGGAAAAGAGGACCGAAGGGTAAGAGAAAGAGAGCCGGAGGGTAAGAGCCGAAGGGTAAGAGAAAGAGGAAAAGAGGACCGAAGGGTAAGAGAAAGAGGAAGTCCCGGCCCTACAGGGGTTCTTGCGAAGAGCCCTCTTTAAGAAAAGGGACTAGGGGCACAGAAGACCTAAAGGGGGCTCGTAGACTTATAAGTAAGTAAGCCAGTACCCTTCGGGAATACCCCGGACCTACAGGGGTTCTTGCGAAGAGCCCTCTTTAAGAAAAGGGACCCATCCTTTAAAAAGAACTTTCAGACCCTCCCTTTTTCTTATCATAAGTAAACTATAAGTAAGTATAGTTAATTATTATAAGAAAAAGGTTTCCCTTTTAAAAGACCTTTCAGTGGAAAACTTCTTCTAAGCCTGCCATAGGCGGCCTCGTAGAAGCAGCCGGGTGTTCCACCGCTGTCAGAACTGCTGGGTTCTTGCAACCGGTTGCAAGCACCCAGCAGTTCTGACAGCGGTGGAACACACGGAGCTCTTATTCCCTTTAGGTCTTACTTACTTATAAGACCTAAAGGGAATAAGAGCCCTGCTTCTACGGAAACCGGTGTTCTTCGGTTCTTGCAACCGGTTGCAAGAACCGAAGAACACCGGCTGTTTGCAGTTCTTTGCGGCCCTGCTTTCCTTGGTTTTTCCCTTCCTCCGCTCCCTCTAACGCTGCGCTCCGCCCCTCCGGCCTTGGTTCGGCTTTCCCCTCGTAGAAGAAGCAGGGGCTCGATGGCCGCCCGCCGAAGGAGGCCATATAGGGGTGGTCGGGGGGCCCCAGCCCATACTTGGGGCTGGGGCCCCCGAGCCCCCGCCCATACTATGGGCTGGGGTTGGGGGCCCCTGCCCCAACTATGAGCTGGGGGCCCCCGAGCCCCCGAGCCTACGAACCCTTGGGTTTTCCTATTTAAACGGTTTATATTTGAATATAAACCGTTTAAATAGGAAAACCCAAGGGTTCTTCCCCTCGATGAAGCAGGATCGATGGCCGCCCTGTCCTTGTTTTTTCTCGGGGGCCCCTAGCCCCAAGTTGGGGCTAGGGGCCCCCAACCATTAAAACTAAGTATAGCTAGACCCCTTCGGTCTATACTTAGTTTTAATGGAAAAAACAAGGAAAGAAGGAGGCCATCGAGGGGGGGGTGGCCTTTCCTATGTTTTCCTCCCTACCCTACGGTCCCTTCCTTCTCTCCTTCCCTCCGGTCCGGCTTCCCTCCGGTCCGGCTACGGCTCCGGCTCTTTCCCTCCGGTCCCTACGGCTTCGTTTTATAATGAACTAAAACTTTGTTATAGTTAATTATAATGGGAAAAACATATTAGGGGTTCGATGGCCACCCCTCGATGGCCACCCCGGCTGCTTCAGCGAGGGGTCGGGGGTTGGGGGCCCCCGCCCATACTATGGGCTGGGGCCCCCGAGCCCCAGCCCATACTATGGGCTGGGGCTCGGGGGCCCCAGCCCATAGTATGGGCGGGGGCCCCCAACCCCCGAGCCATCGAGGGGAAGAACCCTTGGTTTTTCCCATTATAATTAATTATATTTAAATATAATTAATTATAATGGGAAAAACCAAGGACGCAGGGTTCGCTGGCCCCTCGATGGCCGGGGTGGCCATCGAGGGGAAAGAAGAACACCGGTCTTCTTGTGCTCTCCTTCCCTCCGGCTCGTAGGCCGCAGAAGGGCGGCCTACGAGACTGAAAGGTCCAGAGCACCGCTTTCCCAAGCACCGGCGAGGAATTTTTACCATTATAAATAAGTATAGTCTGACTATACTTATTTATAATGGTAAAAATTCCTAGCCCATTAGAATTCACTATAACTTAGTTATAGTGAATTCTAATGGGAAACCGGACCGAAGGGAAGGAGAAGCGGAGGATAGCAACCGCCTTAAAGTTGCTCCGCACCTTTAAAAGGTTATTCTGCTGCTGTCCTTTTCCCATTCTAATTAACTATAACTTAGTTATAGTTAATTAGAATGGGAAAAGGAAAGACGCAGCACCGGCTGATGAGACTCGACCCTTTCAGTGGGGACCTCCAAGAATCGGCGCCCCCATTGTCCTGCTCTTCGGCTATGAAACAAAGGAAAGCCATTCTAATTAACTATAACTTATTAAGTTATAGTTAATTAGAATAGGGAAACCCCTCCGGGAAAACGGGAAGCACCCCCTCCTTTGAAACAAAGAGTAAGACCGAAGGGTTGCCCAAGCACCGGTTCTTGCTCTTTGTTTCCTAGTAGGCTTTCCTTTCGGCCGTTCGAGAAGAACCCCTAGAAGGTACAGCCTGCTCTTCGGCTATGAAACAAAGAAAAGACTGAAAGGACTGAAAGGATCTGGGGGTCTTACTTATAAGTAGTTTCGTATTATAATTAACTACTAACAAGTTAATTATAATACGAAACTACTTACTTAACGTACTTACTTACTTATAAGAGAGCTCCGGAGACGAGCTGACCCCTTCCCGACTGCTTCGATGAAAAAAGCTCTCTTTTTAGTAAGGGCAGAAAAAAAGGCTACTTCCACGAAGGGGCAACACTTCCTATTTAGGAAGGGGAACAGCCGACGGGCGAATACTTATAAGTAAGTAAGTAAGTGTTTTTTTACTAAGCTTTTTTTGACAGACGAAAGGTAAGGACCTGTAAACCTTTTATGTTTGACGAAAAAGGGGACTTGCTATTCTTTTTTGGTTGTTTTTAGACTTCCTTACTTCTAACTAAGCTTTAGTTAATTTATGTAATAAAAAACATTTTTATTTTTTAGTTATTCTTTAACTCATATTTTTCAATGTAGCGTTTCTTTTTCTTTTTTTAGTTTCTTCCTTGTCTTTTGCCTACTACTAGATTTGAACTAGTGACAATCAGCTTATGAAACGGACGCTCTAACCAACTGAGCTAAGCAGGCTTATTAAATATAATCACATTTCTTTTTAGATTGTCTTTTTTGACAATTCTTTGGGTTACCTGGGATTCGAACCCAGAACTTATCGGTTAAAAGCCGAGTACTCTACCATTGAGTTAGCAACCCATTGGTCTCGTTAAACTAAAAACTATAGATTAATAATAACTTATATTTTACTATTTTACAATAATAAATAGATTTTTAAAAATAAAAAGAATTATTACTAATATAAAATAAATGTTTAGTATAAACTTTTACACTTGTTCCGGTCTTTTTTGCAGTTCTTCTTCTGTTCCGCAGCATGTCTTCTAAAACGAATAAGGGCTGCTTCTTTGAGCCCCGACCGACGGGCGGTTCTTGAAGCTGCGCGAAGCGCTGAACTGAAAGGACTGAAAGGGCCGGGGACTGATAAGTTAAAAGGACTGAAAGGATTTCTGCTTTTTTTACTCGTCTCCGCAGCTTTCTTAGGACATTTATAAGTAAGAGCTGCCTCTAGCTCTGTCGTTTTCCTATTCTAAATAAGTTTAGTTCTACTAAACTTATTTAGAATTGGTCTCCTACGGCGGCTTCTGCCACTCTTATTTTTTTAAGAGTAGGCTCGGGGGGGCCCCAGCCCATACTTGGGGCTGGGGCCCCCGAGCCCCAGCCCCAAGTATGGGCTGGGGCCCCCGACCGCCCTTCTTACGGCTGATGAGACTCGACCCTTTCAGTGGGCCCCGGGTGCCCCCCCTCTTATAGAGGCTTTAAGCAGGGCGGTCGGGGGCCCCCGCCCATACTTGGGGCTGGGGCTCGGGGCCCCCGCCCCAAGTATGGGCTGGGCCCCCCCGAGCCTACTCTTCAAAACATAAGAGTGGGGCCCCTGAATGGTCTTCTGCTCCTTTAAGGGGCGCAGAGCTGCCCAGAGACCTCAGGGGGTTCCTTCCTTCTAAGAACTGATGTAGACAAGGCAGGGTTTTCCTCTTCGAGGAGGCCGCTCGGGGGCTCGGGGGCCCCCAGCCCCAAGTTGGGGCAGGGGCCCCCAACCCCAGCCCCAAGTATGGGCTGGGGCCCCCGACCCCTTCTTTAAGCCTCTATAAGAGGGGGGTTCTTATTTATTAAGAGTAGGCCTGCTGAAACCGGTTGAAACACCCTTCTTCTATCCTTAAAGGGGCACCCTCGGGTGGGAAACACCCGGCAGAAGGGCTGCTGGTGGCTTTCCTTGGGCTCGTAGGCCGACCTTCTTTCCCCTCGATGGCTCGGGGGGAAGGGAAAAACCTAGCAGCAGTTCTCGCCCTCAGAACTGCTGCTGCGCAGAAGAGATTTTTTACCATTATAAATAAGTTTAGTTTGACTAAACTTATTTATAATGGTAAAAATACTGAAAGGTTCTTCTGCAGAGAACTGCTGCTTGTTTTTTACCATTATAATTAACTATAACTTAGTTATAGTTAATTATAATGGTAAAAAACAAGGAAAGCCGCCGATGCTTGCAGAAGAGCTGCTCCTTCGGCGAGAAAGGCCGCCCTTCATTCATTTTAAAATTCCCTATAGGGGGACTCTTATCTTATCTTATTAAGAGTAGGTTGCCCGCCCGTTTTAAAGCCTTGCTGCTTTCTTAAAAGGGGCCCACTCTTATCTTATCTTATCTTATCTTATTAAGAGTAGGCCTTAAGTGGCGCCCCCTCTTCCTCCGCTTTCCCTCCGGTTTCCCATTATAATTAACTATAACTTAGTTATAGTTAATTATAACGGGAAACCGGAGGGAAAGCGGAGGAAAGGCCTCCTTCGGGTTCGATGGCCACCCCCCCCTATATGGCCTCCTTCGGCGGGCGGCCATATAGCCCCAGCCCTTCCTTCCCCTCTACCACTACGTTCCGCCCCTCCGGCTACGGTCCTCTCCCCTCGTAGGCCGCAGAAGGGTCGGGGGCCCCAGCCTTGGGGCTGGGGCCCCCGAGCGGCCTACGAGCCCAACGGCTACGGCTCCGGCTACCCTCCGGTCCGGCTATGTTTTCTCCACCCCTCCGGTTTAAAACTAAGTTTAGACCGAAGGGGTCTAGCTAAACTTAGTTTTAAGCCGGAGCCGTAGCCGGACCGGAGGGAAGCCGGACCGGAGGGAAGGAGAGAAGGAAGGGACCGTAGGGTAGGGAGAAAACATAGGAAGAGGGGCGGCTTTAAAACAAAGGGGGTTCTTCTGCGAAACCGGCTGCTTCGCTGAAAACCGCAGCAGTAGAAGCCCATCCGTTTTCTTATTATAAATAAGTTTAGTATAACTAAACTTATTTATAATAAGAAAACGGAGCACTCTTTTTTCCTTCGCAGCAGCAGAAGGGGCCTTCTGCCAAAAGAGCATCGGCGTTTAAAGAAGAACAGCAAGAACACCCGGGGAGGGGTGCTTCCCGGTCGGAGGGGTTTCCCTATTAGAATTAACTATAACTTAATAAGTTATCGTTAATTCTAATAGGGAAACCCCTCCGACCGGGAAGCACCCCTCTTATGAAACAAAGGATAAGACTGAAAGGTATTCTGGCAGCAGCAGAAGAACCAGCAGTTCTTACCTGCTGTTCTTCAGGTGCTCCTATGAAACAAAGGAAGGCCTTTTCAGTAGTTTTACTATTATAATTAACTATACCTAAGTCTAGTTAATTATAATAGGATAAGTAAACGGAGCACTGGTCTCCCTTTCAGTTTCGTATAATAAATAATTATATTTTAATATATTTATTATACTTAAGTAACTTTAATAAGAAGGAGAGGTTTACTTATCCTATTCTAATTAAATATAACTTAGTTATAGTTAATTATAGGATAAGTAAACGGGAAACCGGGTGCTCCTCTCGAACCGCTCTTCTTGTGCGGAGCAACCGGTCGGGGCGGAGCACCCGGCGGGTGCTCCGCCCCGACCGGTTGCTCCGCACAAGAAAAGCGGTTCTTGAAGAACACCCTTTCCTATTCTAATTAATTATACCTAAGTATATTTAATTAGAATAGGAAAACGGAGCACTCTTTTTGTTTCATAGCGGAAGAGCACCCATTATAACTAATTCTATACTAGTTATTATTATTAGTTATAATGGGTGCTCTTCCGCTATGAAACAAATGAGTCTCCTGACCTCAGGGGGCCCACTCCGGAGACTGAACCCCCCCCCCCCGGACGTAGCAGGGGCTCCGGAAGAAGGCATCTATTCCTGCAGCCCTTTCTATAACCCTTGTAGGTTTTAAGGAAGAAGGGCTCCCTTTTCGTCCCCTTCGCAGCAGCCGAAGGGGCTCCTTCGGCGGCTGCTTCGTTGGTTTTTCCCATTATAATTAACTATAACTTAGTTATAGTTAATTATAATGGGCTAGGAATTTTTACCATTATAAATAAGTATAGACCGAAGGGGTCTAGCTATACTTATTTATAATGGTAAAAAATACGTCCCCTCGCTGGCCGGGGTGGCCAGCGAACCCTTGTTTTTTCTCGGGGGCCCCTAGCCCCAAGTTGGGGCTAGGGGCCCCCAACCCTTTATAATTAATTATAAGGAACTTATAATTAATTATAAAGGGTTGGGGGCCCCTAGCCCCAACTTGGGGCTAGGGGCCCCCGAGAAAAAACAAGGAAAGCCTTCTGCCTCGTAGGCCGCAGAAGGGCGGCCTACGAGCCCGGAGGGAAAGCTCCTTCGGGCTCTTCCTTGGGCTCGTAGGCCGCCCTTCTGCGGCCTACGAGGGGAAAGATCCATTTAAATGAACTATAACCTACTAAGTTATAGTTCATTTAAATGGATCTTTCCCCTCGTAGGCCGCAGAAGGGCGGCCTACGAGCCCAAGGAGAGGCTCGGGGGCCCCAGCCCCAAGTATGGGCTGGGGCCCCCGACCGCCCCGGCTGCTTCTACGAGGGGCAGGAAAGAAGCAGCCACACGCGCATAGAGACCTTCTTCCGCGTAGGCTTTAAGTAAGAAGGGCGGCCTACTCTTAATAAATAAGAACGTATCCTGCCGGTTCTTGACGGGCGGCCTACTCTTAACAAACCGAAGGGTACAGGGGGGGGCAGCGAAGCAGCCCCCTGTTCCGAAAAGGAAAGAACCGAAGGGTACAGGCCTCAGGAGAAAGAACAAACAAATAAGAGTGGCCCTGCTGCCCTTTGAACTGCCTTCTTTGGTGCAAGAACCGAAGGGCTCCAAGCAACGGCGGTTTCCCCTCGTAGAAGCAGCCTGGGCGGTCGGGGGCCCCAGCCCATACTTGGGGCTGGGGCCCCCGAGCCTCTCCTTCGATGGCCACCCCGGCCCTTCCTTCCTCCTACCCTACGGCTCCGGCTACCCTTCGGTCCGGCTATGTTTTCTCCCTCCCCTCTTACGCTTCGCTCCCTACGGCTCCGGCTCCGGCTTAAAACTAAGTTTAGCTAGCTAGACCCCTTCGGTCTAAACTTAGTTTTAAGCCGGAGCCGGAGCCGTAGGGAGCGAAGCGTAAGAGGGGAGGGAGAAAACATAGGGTTCGATGGCTCGGGGGCCCCAGCCCCAAGTATGGGCTGGGGCCCCCGACCACCCCGGCCATCGAGGGGAAGAGGGGAAATTCCCATTTAAATGAACTATAACTTTGTTATAGTTCATTTAAATGGGAATTTCCAAGGAAGAGCCCAGAGAGCCCCCTCGTATTAGGACTTTATGGGGTTTAAGCCCGTTAAAGAGCCCCCCCTCTTATTAAGCATTTAAAAATATAAGAAGGGCTACATATAAGTAAGGAAGGGGCGCCTTATTATAGAAGAACCCCCTCGAAGCAAGGCTGCCCCTTTAAAAATGAATGGCTCCTCCTTCGGCTCGTCCTTTTCCCATTATAATTAACTATAACTTAGTTATAGTTTATTCTAATGGGAAAAGGAAAGCATCGGCGCGCGGCCAACTATTCATAAGAGTGGGCCCTTCTGCCGGGTGGTTTCCCCCCCCCCCGAGGGAAGGGTTTAAGGCCTACTCGAATAACCCCCTCTTATTAGGGCTGGGGCTCCCTTTTCTTAAAGAGGTCGCAGAGAGCCCATTGTCCTGCTCTTCCGCTATGAAACTTACATAAGTTCGAAAGAGGCACCCTAATAAGTAAGTACGCCGATGCTTTAAAGGAGGCTTTCCCCTCGATGGCTCGGGGGCCCCAGCCCCAAGTATGGGCTGGGGCCCCGACCACCCCGGCCATCGAGGGGAAAGAAGAACCCCTTCGGTCTAACTAAAATTCTAAGGGGCGTAGCAGCCGCCTTAAAGTGCTATGGGTTCTTGCCGTTCCCTCGCCTTCTAAGGGGGCCGCCTTAAAGGCGTAGCAACCGGTTGCAAGAACCCAGCAGAAGAACACCGGTGCTGCTGGGAGCAACCGGTGTTCAAGGAGCAATCGGTGCTGCGTCTTTCCTTTTCCCATTATAATTAACTATAACTTAGTTATAGTTAATTATAATGGGAAAAGGAAAGACGCGGAAGAGCGACCGGTCGCTCCTTGAACACCGGCTGCTTTAAACGGAAACCGCCGGTGCGGAGCAACCGGTCGGGGGTTCGATGGCCAGCAGAAGGGGTGGCCATCGAACCCCCGACCGGTTGCTCCGCACAAGAAGACCGGTGCTTCCCCTCGTAGGTCGGGGGCCCCAGCCCCAACTTGGGGCTGGGGCCCCCGAGCCGCAGAAGGGCGGCCTACGAGGGGAAGCAGAAAAGCCGGTCTGCTGCTTTGTTTTTCCCATTATAAATAATTATATTTAAATCTAATTATTTTTGTCCTTGTTTTTTCCCTTCTTCTGCTATGTTTTTCCCATTAAATTTAATTATAACTTAGTTATAATTAAATTTGTCCTTGGGTTTTCCCATACTAATTAATTATAACTTAGTTATAATTAATTAGTATGGGAAAACCCAAGGACAAATTTAATTATAACTAAGTTATAATTAAATTTAATGGGAAAAACATAGCAGAAGAAGGGAAAAAACAAGGAAGGGAAAAACCAAGGGTTCGATGGCTCGGGGGGGCCCCAGCCCATTCTTGGGGCTGGGGCCCCCGAGCCCCAGCCCCAAGTATGGGCTGGGGCCCCCCGACCACCCCCGGGCCTCCTTCTTTCCTTGTTTTTTGGCCCCTAGCCCCAAGTCTGGGCGGGGCCGCCTTCGGTCTAGGGGCCCCATTAAAACTAAGTATAGCTATACCCCTTCGGTCTATACTTAGTTTTAATGGGGCCCCTAGACCGAAGGCGGCCCCGCCCAGACTTGGGGCTAGGGGCCAAAAAACAAGGACAGGGCGGCCATATAGCCCCCGGCCTCCTCCGGCGGGCGGCCATCGAGCAAAAACCGGTCGGGGGCCCCAGCCCATACTTGGGGCTGGGGCCCCCGAGCCCTTCTTCCCTACCCTACGGCTCTCTCTATGTTTTCTCCACCCCTTCGGTTTAAAACTAAGTTTAGACCGAAGGGGTCTAGCTAAACTTAGTTTTAAACCGAAGGGGTGGAGAAAACATAGAGAGAGCCGTAGGGTAGGGAAAGAAGGGCGGCTTCTTCTACGAGCAAGAACAGAGAGCTCTTTGTCCCTTCCCTATGAAACAAACCATAAATTTCCTATATTAATGAACTATATTAATATAGTTCATTAATATAGGAAATTTATGGTTTGTTTCATAGGGAAGGTGCTTCCCTTTTTATAGGAGCACCCATTCTAATAAACTATAACGAAGTTATAGTTTATTATAATAGGGAGGAAGCACCCCTCCAAACAAAGAGCTGGTTCCCTTAACCCTTCGGCTCTTTCCTTTCAGTAAGGATTTCTGGCAGAACAGCAGGTAAGAACTGCTGTTCTTCAGGAAACAAAGGAAAGTGCTGCTCTAGAGGGCACTGAAAGGTACAGGCTCCCGAAAACACATATAAGTAAGTAAGTTCAGCCAAAAGGACTAATAAGAACAGCTTACTTTATAGATTGTTTACTCCCTTCCGGGGCTTCATTTAAAGTAAGACCTGTTCCTTTTTTAACACCGTTGAAAAATCAAATAAGATTTTTCGCGACTTACAGATTACCACCACGTACACTTAATAAAATAACAACTAAAGGACCTGCTACTACAATTAAAAGTAGAGATGTTAATTGAAGAACTAATTCAAAATTCATAATTATTTAGATAATTTTAAAATAAAAAAAGAAATATAAAAGTGTCAGAAATAATTAAAATAGTATAACATATCTTTAATATTTCTTATTAAGAATCTTTTTATTTTTTAATAACTTTACATTATAAGAATAAATTTTTTTTAAGTTTTCTTAAAAAAAATATGTATTTGGTTTTTATAAATTACGCTGTACACCTTTTTCTTTATAGCAGAAGGGGCCTTCTGCCAAAAGAGCATCGGCGTTTAAAGAAGAACAGCAAGAACACCTGCAAGAATTGCTGTACTAAAAGGGAACCAGCGATTCTTGCTACGGAAGGGTCTTCAGGGTTTCTTACCGGCTTACGCAGCTAAAAGGCGGGGTCAGGTCGTATACGCAGCTCTCTTTTAAGTTTCGTATTATAATTAACTTATTATTAGTTACTTAATATACGATACTTAAAAGCTACACTTATAAGTAAGTAAGTAAGTAAGTAAGTAAGTAAGCCAGTACGCTTCGCTAAGTAAGTAAGTAAGTAAGTAAGTAAGTAAGTAAGCCAGTACGCTTCGCTAAGTAAGTAAGTAAGTAAGTAAGCCAGTACGCTTCGCTAAGTAAGTAAGTAAGTAAGTAAGAGAGTAAGTAAGAGAGTAAGTAAGAGAGTAAGTAAGTAAGTAAGCCAGTACGCTTCGCTAAGCTAGTACGCTTCGCTAAGTAACCGAAGGGTAGTGGGCCAGTACGCTTCGCTAAGCCAGTACGCTTCGCTAACCGAAGGGTAGTGGGCCAGTACGCTTCGCTAAGTAACCGAAGGGTAGTGGGCCAGTCCGCTTCGCTAAGTAACCGAAGGGTAGTGGGCCAGTCTGCTACGCTAAGCCAGTACGCTTCGCTAACCGAAGGGTAGTGGGCCAGTACGCTTCGCTAAGTAAGTAAGCCGGTTGGAACAGGGTGTTCCTTCCTCTTATTTGTTTGTTTGTTAAGAGTAGGCCTGCTGAAACCGGTTGAAACACCCTTCTTCTATCCTTAAAGGGGCACCCTTGCTTCGAGGGTGTTCTTATTTGTTTGTTTGTTAAGAGTAGGCCTGCTGAAACCGGTTGAAACACCCTTCTTCTATCCTTAAAGGGGCACCCTATAGGGGCCCACTCTTGTTTGCCCCTTCGGATTGTTTGTTTGTTTGTTAAGAGTACTAGCCCATTAAGCCTACTCGGCAGAAGGGCCCACTCTTATTTGTTTGTTTGCCTGTACCCTGCGGTTTGCCATCTGAGGTTTGCCCTCCTACGGTTTGCCTGTACCCTTCGTTTCGCCCCTTTGTTTTGCCCCTTCGTTTTGCCCCTTCGTTTTGCCCCTTCGTTTTGCCCCTTCGTTTTGCCCCTTCGTTTTGCCCCTTCGTTTTGCCCCTTCGTTTTGCCCCTTCGTTTTGCCCCTTCGGTTTGTTTGTTTGTTAAGAGTACTAGCCCATTAAGCCTACTCGGCAGAAGGGCCCACTCTTGTTTGTTAAGAGTCCTAGCCCATTAAGCCTCCGGAAGGGTTCTTCTCTCTGTTCTTGCTCTTCCCCTCGTAGGCCGCAGAAGAGCGGTCGGGGGCTCGGGGGCCCCTGCCCCAAGTTGGGGCAGGGGCCCCCGAGCCCCCGAGCCTACGAGACTGAAAGGTCCAGAGCACCGCTTTCCCAAGCACCGGCGAGGAATTTTTACCATTATAAATAAGTATAGTCTGACTATACTTATTTATAATGGTAAAAATTCCTAGCCCATTATAATTAACTATAACTAAGTTATAGTTAATTATAATGGGACTTTTTACCATTATAAAAATATAAGTCCAGTCCTCTTAGCGGAGAAGAACACCGCTGTTCTGCTTGAAGGGCTTTCCAAGCACCGCTTTCCCAAGCACCGGCGAGGAATTTTTACCATTATAAATAAGTATAGTCTGACTATACTTATTTATAATGGTAAAAATTCCTAGCCCATTATAATTAACTATAACTAAGTTATAGTTAATTATAATGGGCGGGGTCGAAACATAGCAGCAGACGTAATTTTTACTATTATAAATAAGTATAGTCTAACTAAACTTATTTATAATAGTAAAAATTCTCTTCCTTGGTTTTTCCCATTAGAATTAACTATAACCTAGTTATAGTTAATTCTAATGGGAAAAACCAAGGAAAGAGAGGACTGCTGCTATGTTTCGACCCCGCCCATTATAAATAATTATATTTAAATATAATTATTTATGTCTGCTGCTATGTTTCGACCCCGCCCATTATAATTAATTATAACTTAGTTATAATTAATTATAATGGGCGGGGTCGAAACATAGGAAGGGAAACCCAAGGAAAGCCCTTCAAGCAGAACAGCGTTGTTCTTCTCCGCTAAGAGGACTGGACTTATTTATAATAGTAAAAATTCCTTTCCCATTATAATTAACTATAACTTAGTTATAGTTAATTATAATGGTCGGGGGCCCCTAGCCCCAACTTGGGGCTAGGGGCCCCCGAGGAAAAACCAAGGATTTCCTGCTGCCCCTCGTAGGCCCCTCGATGGCTCGGGGGGGCCCCCAGCCCATACTTGGGGCTGGGGGCCCCCGAGCCCCAGCCCCAAGGCTGGGGCTCGGGGGCCCCCAGCCCCAAGTATGGGCTGGCCCCCCCCCTGACCACCCCCTCGATGGCCGGAAGAAGGGCGGCCATATAGCCCCGGCTGCTTCATCGAGGGGCCATCGAGGGGGTGGTCGGGGGGGGCCCCCAGCCCCAACCCCCGACCACCCCCTCGATGGCCCCTCGATGAAGCAGCCGGGGTGGCCATCGAACCCGGAAGAAGGGCGGCCATATAGCCCCGGCTTCTTCTACGAGGGGAAAGCCTGAGGGAAAGCGGAGGAAGAGCCTTAAAGAAGGAAGATCTCATAAGCCGCAGTTCTTCTGTGAGGGCGGCCTTTCCAAGCACCGCTTTCCCTTCGGTTTCCCATTATAATTAACTATAACTAAGTTATAGTTAATTATAATGGGAAACCGAAGGGAAAGCGGTGCTCTGGACCTTTCAGTCTCGTAGGCTCGGGGCTCGGGGGCCCCTGCCCCAACTTGGGGCAGGGGCCCCGAGCCCCGACCCTTCTGCGGCCTACGAGGGGAAGAGCAAGAACCAGCAGTTCTTCGGCGTTTAAAGCAGCACCCTGCGGTCTTATAAGTCTAACTAAACTTATTTATAATGGTAAAAATACTGAAAGGTTCTTTCCCCTATTCCTATGTTTTCTCCCTCCCCTCTTACGCTTCGCTCCCTACGGCTCCGGTCGGGGGCCCCCAGCCCCAACTCTGGGCGGGGCCGCCTTCGGTCTGGGGGCCCCCGAGCTCCGGCTTAAACCTAAGTATAGACCGAAGGGGTCTAGCTATACTTAGTTTTAAACCGGAGGGGTGGAGAAAACATAGCCGGACCGGACCGTAGGGAAGGAGAGCCGGAGGGTAGAAGGAAGGGCCGGGGTGGCCATCGAGGGGAAGAACTGCTGCAGCAGTTCTTACTGCTGTAAGAACTGCTGAGAGAAAGCTATGTTTTTCCCATTATAATTAACTATAACTTAGTTATAGTTAATTATAATGGGAAAAACATAGGAAGCCCCTTCTGCTGCTTGCAGACGAGAAGGAGGAGAAAGAAAGAAATGGGCGGTAGAGTAGGTCGAACATTAAGCCGTTTGAGACCTCCTGAGACCGGGTCTACCCTGTGGTTCTATCCCTTATAGAGCAATAAGCTCGGGTAGAGACCGGCTCTTACCGGTTTCCATAAAGCCACAGGGAAATAGAGGAAGTCAAGGGCTTACTTACTTATAAGAGGTCTATACTTATAAGTAAGTAAGTAAGTAAGTAAGTAAGTAAGTAAGTGGCTTTGAAACAGGAAGGAAAGCCCTAGCACAAGAACCCGCTCGTACCGCTATTCGGCTTTAAAATATCCTTCTTACTTATAAGAGGATTATCTAAGTGGGCCCCTCGAATGAAGAAGAGGAATTCCTCGCAGGTTTCGTTTCCCGGTGCTACGGCCTTCTGGAAGAAGGCCTGCTTTGAGACTGGTTCCCCTACCTATAAGACCGGAGGGAAGGGAGACCAGAATCAACTTCTTACTTACTTATAAATAAGGGGCCCTTGTATCACTAACTATACGTGGCTTTAAAACAGGAAGGATTCTATCCTGTGGTCCTTTGAGAAGCTATAAGAGTAAGACCAGAATACGGCTCTTACTTATAAGTAAGAAAAGGTTAAGGCGGAAGAAGGGCTGCTGGTGGCTGCTTCTTTCCTGCTTCCTCGTAGGCCGCAGAAGGGCGGCCTTTCCTTGGTTTTTCCCATTATAAATAAGTTTAGACCGAAGGGGTCTAGCTAAACTTATTTATAATGGGAAAAACCAAGGAAAGGCCGCCCTTCTGCGGCCTACGAGGAAGCAGGAAAGCCTTTAAAAGGACATTAGAAATAAGTTTAGTTAGACCGAAGGGGCTACTAACAAGTAAGAACACTGAAAGGGTCGAGTCTCTTATAATTAGCCGCAGAAGGGTCGGGGGTTGGGGGACCCCAGCCCCCGAGCGGCCCTAATAAGAGCCCTTTCCTTTTAAAGGCTCAGCAGCTTAAAGGCAGAAGAAACCGCGGTTATTGCAACCGGTTGCTCTTCCGCTTCTTTCCTTTTCCCATTATAATTAACTATAACTAAGTTATAGTTAATTATAATGGTCGGGGGCCCCTAGCCCCAACTTGGGGCTAGGGGCCCCCGAGGAAAAGGAAAGACGCAGCACCTTTAAGCTGATGAGATCCGAGCCCAAAGAGAAGACAGCGTTTTTATGGCTAATAACAAGCGTTCGATACGCCTGTGTTTCTGCTCGTAAGAAAAACTCTAATTAAGCAAGAACTTCTATGCTAAGACATACAAACAAACAAACAAACAAACAAACAAACCGAAGGAGGGCAAACAAACCGAAGGGTACAGGCAAACCGAAGGGTACAGGCAAACAGAAGGAGGGCACACCGTAGGAGGGCAAACCGAAGGAGGGCAAACAAACCGAAGGGTACAGGCAAACCGAAGGGTACAGGCAAACCGAAGGAGGGCAAACCTCATAGGGCAAACCGAAGGGTACAGGCAAACAAACCGAAGGGGCAAACAAACATAAAGTCATTATGAGTAAACAGACGCGTTTCATTACAACGCAAACAAGTCGCATGTAATAGGTGGATCGTATTTAGATTGCGTAAAGAAGTTTTAGGGAGGACATGCTAAGTTTACTTTCTATAATAGTTCTAAACTTAGTAGACAATTCTTCACGAACCGTTAATTAAGGACCCTTTCTTTTTTTTTACAAGCAGGGTTTTCAACCTTTTCATCTAGTAGAGTTAATCTTTGTATAATCTTAGATGTTGGGTTTTTCTATTTGAAAAGGCAACAACGTTTTCATTAATTAAAGTTAAAGCTTGGCTTTAGAATGTTCTTGTCTCCAACGGCAGGAATAAACCTATTTCCCCCATAAGAGTTGAAGCGCGTAAACGCGTGCATGATTTTTCAATCAAATCTTCTATAACAGCCGGTTGCAAGAACCGCGGTTTCTTCTGCTGCTTCGGCTGCTTCTTTCCCCTCGTAAGCTCGGGGGCCCCAGCCTTCTGCCAAGTATGGGCTGGGGCCCCCGACCGCAGAAGGGCGGCCTACGAGACTGAAAGATCCAGAGCACCGCTTTCCCTCCGGGCTCGTAGGCCGCCCTTCTGCGGTCGGGGGCCCCCAGCCCATACTTGGGGCAGGGGCCCCCAAGCCTTTCCTATGTTTTCTCCACCCCTTCGGTTTATACTTAACTATAACGTTGTTATAGTTAATTATAAACCGAAGGGGTGGAGAAAACATAGGAAGAGGCAGAAGGCTTTCCCCTCGATGGCCGGGGCTCGATGGCCGCCCCCGGCCATCGAGGGGGTGGCCATCGAACCTTTTTCCCTTTATAATTAATTATAAGTTCCTTATAATTATTTATAAAGGGAAAAAGGTTCGCTGGCCCCTCTTCCTATGTTTTCCTCTACCCCTCCGGTCCCTCCGGCTTAAACCTAAGTATAGACTATACTTAGTTTTAAACCGAAGGGGCTCGATGGCCGCCCCCGGCCATCGAGGGGGTGGAGAAAACATAGCCGGACCGAACCGGACCGGAGCCGGAGGGTAGGAGGGAGAGGAGAGCCGGACCGGACCGGAGGGTAGGAGAGCCGGAGGGTAGAAGGAAGGAAGGGCCGGGGTGGCCATCGAACCCACCCCCTCTTCCTATGTTTTCTCCACCCCTCCGGCTTAAACCTAAGTATAGACCGAAGGGGTCTAGCTATACTTAGTTTTAAACCGGAGGGGTGGAGAAAACATAGCCGTAGGGAAGAAGGGCCGCAGAAGGGGCGGCCATCGAGCCCCGGGTTCGATGGCCACCCCTTCTGCGGCCCTTCTTCCCTACGGCTATGTTTTCTCCACCCCTCCGGTTTAAAACTAAGTATAGCTAGACCCCTTCGGTCTATACTTAGGTTTAAGCCGGAGGGGTGGAGAAAACATAGGAAGAGGGGCCAGCGAGGGGTCCGAAGGGAGAATTTTTACCATTATAAATAAGTATAGACCGAAGGGGTCTAGCTATACTTATTTATAATGGTAAAAATTCCTAGCCCATTATAATTAACTCTAACTAAGTTATAGTTAATTATAATGGTCGGGGGCCCCCAGCCCCAACTTGGGGCTGGGGGCCCCCGAGGAAAAACCAAGGACAAACCGCCTTTAAGCGCGTTTAAAGAAGTTGGCTGCTTTAAACGGAAACCACCGGTGCGGAGCAACCGCTCGGGGGTTCGATGGCCAGCAGAAGGGGTGTCCATCGAACCCCCGAGCGGTTGCTTTCCCCTCGTAGGCCGCAGAAGGGCGTTCGTGGGCCCCAGCCCATACTTGGCAGAAGGCTGGGGTTGGGGGCCCCTGCCCCAACTATGGGCTGGGGGCCCGTCCTTGTTTTTTCCCCTTAAAACTAAGTATAGTCAGACTATACTTAGTTTTAAGGGGAAAAAACAAGGAAGAGCCCCCGAGCCTACGAGGGGAAGCACAAGAAGACCGGTGTTCTTTTTAAGGAGCAACCGGCGGCTCTTCCGGCAGCCGTACGGCTGCCGGAAGAGCCGCCGGTTGCTCCTTAAAAAGAACACCTTAAAGCTGCTTCTTACTTACTTATAAGAGGAAGCTTTAGCTAAAGGTGGGATGGGTAAAAGCTAGGCGGTCTTGGTCTTACAAACAAACAAAAATATCATATAAGTCTTTAGGTATGCTATTTTTTCCTTTAAAGAACTGGTTATAATGGTCCTGATACTGCTTAATAAACAAATCAGCTATTTTCTTTCTCGGAAAAGTTGTGTTTGTGCTTGCTGGGTGGACGCCCTAGGCGGACGTTGCCGAGGGCATAGCGTCAACGGCGATAGAGTTAAACTGTGGGGCTCCTCTTCTGCTTCTCCTTAGGCGGGAACCACCCGGGCTCCTTTTAAAGCAGAAGCGCGGTCTTAAAAGCAAAGTTCTTTCAGCCACTGAGTTATCACCGGTGCTTACATTGTGTCCCAAAAGGAATGTTGGGACACATGGGGAACACCATCTCCTTCCTTATAAGAACCGCTCAGGTAAATTATTCCAATAAAAAGAAGTAAACTATCGGTATGTAGAATTAAAGGAAAGGGATTTGTAAAAAAACAGGGCTTTTTAAGAACAGCATTAGATAAAGTAAAGAATGAAAAAGAAGTACTTAAGAAGGAGAGAATCAGCGTATTTCTGCCGAAAATAACTAAAAAGTATAACAACAGTAGAACAAAGAGAAGAATAGTAATTTGTGTAAAGTCAGCACACCAAGGTTTGCTATGCAGACGCAACGTCGTTGCGTCGGGCCAAAAGGTGGAGGGTGGACTATGCTTTGTGGTGAAGGATCTGTTTTTTCCTACGCAGAAGAACAGCGGGGTCATAATAGTTTAATGTAGTATATTTTTAAATAAACAAGAAAGGAGGGGTTTAAAGCTCTTTAAAGAACTAGAAGCGCAAGTTCTGCAAAGAGTAAATCTCCGCAGCTCTTCTGCGTAAAAAAAAAAGGGCAGAAGATCCTGTGTTTACAGCTTAAAGAGGCCAAAGTTCTTAGAAGTAGAATCCTGCTCTTACTTACTTATAAGAGCAAGTTTCTACTTTTAATACCGAGGGGCTCAAGAACTGCGCGCCCCTTAAAGGAGCCTAAAAGGGAGCCCTTCTCTAGGCTGATGAGATCCTAGACCGGGAGGCCTGTGCTCCTTAAAAAGCTTTTATTTATAAGTAGAGAAAGGGTCGAGCTTACCGTAGGGTACTTATAAGAGCAGGTCTGTAAGTCTAATACCCAGGGGAGGCCCTTGGAAGGTCTTAGAAGTCTGTCAGTGCTCGTACTTATAAGTAAGTAAGAGCAGGATTCTACTGCTAAGAGCTCTGCTTTTCCTCTTGAGCAGGCATCACTAAGGTCTAAAAAGGAGAGACGGGCTCGAACGTCGGGGAGCGTCGTTGGACTAAAAGGAGGCCGCTGGGGCTTCGCGAAGGTCAAAGAAGGAGAGACAGGCGCTTCGAGTAGCAGCTCTTCTTGGACGGCTAAACCCGAGGGGCAGAGAGGGCCTTCGAGAAGAGAGGGAGAGACCGGCGCTTACTAACTTAATTACTTACTTACTTACTTATAAGAGGAGGTCTGAAAGTCTAAAAATGGAGGCATGAGGGGTTCTTCTCGAACGGCCCTTAGGTTCTTGCACCTTAAAAAGAAGGCAGTTCTTTTAAGAAGGAAACCAGCAGTTCTTGGGTGCCCCGATTTTAAAAAGGAGGTCAAAAAAGAAAGACAGGCATTTGAAATATGTGGGTAAGAAAAATACCAAGAACCAAAGAAGTATTTTATAGGAAAAAGGTTCTTTTGTTCTTGGTATATTTCTTACCCACATATTTCAAATGCCCGTCTTCCGGGCAGAGAGTAAAAACGGGCTAGTACGAGGGGGCACCCCTCCGCAGAAGGGGCGCAGATAGGAAAGGAGCCTACGAGACCCCGGCTGCTGCCTAGAGGAAAAAAGGGCTCCTCCCTTTTCCCCGGGCTCCTTTTTAAGGCGCGCAGACCTAGCCCGAAGGGGGCCCCATACGGAGCAGGGGCTCTGGGAACCAGCAGAAGACCCCCTTTCAGTCCTGCTCTTCGGCTTTCCCCTCGATGGCCGGGGCTCGATGGCCGCCCCTTCTGCGGTCGGGGGCCCCCAGCCCCAACTTGGGGCAGGGGCCCCCAAGCCTCTCCTATGTTTTCTCCTACCCTCCGGCTTAAACCTAAGTATAGCTAGACCCCTTCGGTCTATACTTAGGTTAAAGCCGGAGGGTAGGAGAAAACATAGAGAGAGCCGTAGGGTAGGGGCTCGTTGGCCGCCCCCGGCCAACGAGGGGGTGGCCATCGAACCCTATGTTTCGACCCCGCCCATTATAAATAATTATATTTAAATATATTTAATTATGGGGGAAAGCTTGGTTTTTCCCTTCTTCTGCTATGTTTTCTCCTCCCCCTCGATGGCTGCTTCGCAGAAGGGGTAGGGGGCCCCAGCCCATACTATGGGCTGGGGTTGGGGGCCCCTGCCCCAACTTGGGGCTGGGGGCCCCCGAGCCCCCGAGCGGCCATATAGCCCCTCCGGTTTAAAACTAAGTTTAGCTAGACCCCTTCGGTCTAAATTTAGTTTTAAGCCGGAGCCGTAGGGAGCAAAGCGTAAGAGCCGGAGCCGTAGGGACCGAAGGGAAAGAGGGGAGGAAAACATAGAGAGAGCCGTAGGGTAGGGAAAGAAGGGCTCTTCCCCTCGATGGACGGGGTGGTCGGGGGGCCCCCAGCCCATACTTGGGGCTGGGGCCCCCCCGAGCCATCGAACCCTTGTTTTTTCCTCGGGGGCCCCTAGCCCCAAGTTGGGGCTAGGGGCCCCCGACCATTAAAATTAACTATAACTAATTTATAGTTAATTTTAATGGTCGGGGGCCCCTAGCCCCAACTTGGGGCTAGGGGCCCCCGAGGAAAAAACAAGCCGGACCGAAGGGAGCCGGACCGGAGGGTAGCCGGACCGGAGGGTAGCCGGAGGGTAGAAGGAAGGAAGGAAAGGCCGCCCGCCCCGGGCCGGGGTGGCCATCGAACCCGAAGGAGGCCGGGGCTATAGGGCCGCCCCTTCTGCGGTCGGGGGCCCCAGCCCCAACTTGTGGCTGGGGCCCCCGAGCCTCTCCTATGTTTTCTCCCTCCTTCCCTACGGCTCCGGCTTATAATTAACTATAACAAAGTTATAGTTAATTATAAGCCGGAGCCGTAGGGAAGGAGGGAGAAAACATAGGAAGAGGGGGTGGCCTACGACCCCCTGCTTGCTGCTTCTACGAGGGGAAAGGCCGCCCCTCGATGGCCTCCTTCTTTCCCCTCGTAGAAGCAGCAAGCAGGGGCTCGTAGGCCGCCCCTTCTGCGGCTCGGGGGCCCCAGCCCCAAGTTGGGGCTGGGGCCCCCGACCTACGAGGGGGTGGCCTACCAACCTTTGGGTTTTCCCATTATAATTAATTATATTTAAATATAATTAATTATAATGGGAAAAAACTACAGAGAGGGCGGCCTCTCCCCTCGATGGCCGGCCTCCTTCGGGTTCGATGGCCACACCGGCCATATAGGGGCGGCCATCGAGCCCCGGCCATCGAGGGTAAGAGCCTGCTTCTACGAGGGTAAAAACCAAGGATAAAAAGAAGTTTAGTTAGACTAAACTTATTTATAATGGGAAAAACCAAGGGTTCGATGGCCACCCCCCTCTTCCTATGTTTTCCTCTACCCCTCCGGCTCCCTTCCTCCCCTCCCCTACGGTCCCTTCTTCCCTCCGGCTCCGGCTCTTACACTTCGTTCCCTACGGCTACGGCTACGGCTCCGGCTACCCCCCGGTCCGGTCCGGCTTAAACCTAAGTTTAGACCGAAGGGGTCTAGCTAAACTTAGTTTAAAACCGAAGGGGTGGAGAAAACATAGCCGGACCGAACCGAAGGGAAGGAGAGCCGGACCGGAGGGAAGCCGGAGGGTAGAAGGAAGGAAGGGCTCGGGGGGGGGGCCCCCAGCCCATACTATGGGCTGGGGGCCCCCCCGAGCCCCAGCCCATCGTATGGGCTGGGGGCCCCCCGACCTCCTTCTTTCCTTGTTTTTTGGCCCCTAGCCCCAAGTCTGGGCGGGGCCGCCTTCGGTCTAGGGGCCCCATTAAAACTAAGTATAGCTAGACCCCTTCGGTCTATACTTAGTTTTAATGGGGCCCCTAGACCGAAGGCGGCCCCGCCCAGACTTGGGGCTAGGGGCCAAAAAACAAGGACAGGGCGGCCATCGAGCCCCGGCCATCGAGGGGAAGGGAAAAACATAGGAAAGCCCTGAATAACAGCAGGTAAGAACGGCAAGAACTGCTGCCAGCCTTATAGGGGCTCGTACTAGCCCTCTTCTGCGAAGGTGGTGGCGGCTTAAAACGCCGAAGAACCCCTTCTGCTGCTGCGAAGGAGGCCTTTCCTTGGTTTTCCCATTATAATTAACTATAACTAAGTTATAGTTAATTATAATGGTTGGGGGCCCCTAGCCCCAACTTGGGGCTAGGGGCCCCCGAGGAAAAACCAAGGAAGAGGAAGCAACCCTTCGGTATAGTGTGCTCCTGGCTCCCCCTCTTTTTCTTCTTATAAACTTATTTATAATAAAAGGAGGGCGATTCCCTACATACGCCCTAGCCCCCTCTTATTAAGAAGAGGTTCTTGCTCTTATAAGCAGCCGCTTCCCTCTTATTAAGAAGCAGTTCTTGCTCTTATAAGCAGCCGCTTCCCTCTTATTAAAAAGCAGCCGAGAGAAGGGCGGCCTTGCTTTCCTTGGGTTTTCCCTTTATAATTAACTATAACTTAGTTATAGTTAATTATAATAGGGAAACCCAAGGAGAGCAAGAACGGCTTAGACGAGGGAAGCGGCTGCTTATAAGAGCAAGAACTGCTTCTTAATAAGAGGGAAGCGGCTGCTTATAAGAGCCGACCCTGCCTTGTCTGGGGCCCCTGAGGTCTCTGAAGAACAGCAGCAGAAATCCTTCTAGAAGAACCCCCTTTATAGCATAAAGTGGTTAGCTGAGCCCGGTTTCCTCTTATTAAGAAGCAGCCGAAGCAGCAGTAGAAACCGCACGGGGCGGTTTCTTCTGCTTCGGCTGCTTCTTAAACGCCGGTGCTCCCGCCATCCCTTTTCGTCTCCTTTTAAAGGCGCGCAGTTCTTGAGCCCAGCCCTTTATAAAAAATTTTAACTTAGTTATCGTTAATTAGAATAGGGAAGGAAGCACCTTCCTTCCGCTATGAAACTTACATAAGAGTGAAAAAATAAAAGGTCTTCCCTGCTCTATGCCACTGAAAGGTCTTCTGGAAGCAGCAGAAGAACCAGCAGTTCTTACCTGCTGTTTTGCAGGTAGACCGGTCTTCTTGTGCTTCCTTTCCTCTACCCCTCCGGCTCCTACCCTCCGGTTCGGTTCCTTTTCCCATTATAAATAAGTTTAGCTAGACCCCTTCGGTATAAACTTATTTATAATGGGAAAAGGAACCGAACCGGAGGGTAGGAGCCGGAGGGGTAGAGGAAAGGAAGCACAAGAAGACCGGTGTTCTTCGGTTCTTGCAAGAAAAACGGGGGTTCTTCGGCGTTTAAAGCAGCCACTCTGCAAGAACCGAAGAACACCGCAGAAGAACAGCGGTTCGAGAGGAGCACCCTCCAAACAAAGGAAAGCTATAGCTGCCCTATTTAAAATTTTTACTCTTTTAGGAAAAGTTATGAAGAATTTAGTACGGAGAGAGAGGGATTCGAACCCTCGGTACAAAAAAAATTGTACAACGGATTAGCAATCAGCCGCTATCGACCACTCAGCCATCTCTCCTTTTAGAAAAATTTACATTCTAAAATGTTATAAAACGCAAGTAGTGTCTTTATTATATGATAAATCTTTTATTAGGTGTTAACACATAAAATTAATAAAAGTCATATTTTATTAATTTTCTATGTTTAATATATTAGCACATCTATTTAAACATTATGACAAAATAAAATTTATATGTGATCTTCCTTCGCAATTTTCATTAGTAGACTTTCCGTTTGAAAAAGGACTCAGCAGCTTAAAGGCAGAAGAAACCGCTCGGGGCGGAGCACCCGCCGGGTGCTCCGCCCCGAGCGGTTTCTTCTGCTGCTTCGGTGTTCTTCGGTTCAACCGGTTGCAATAACCGAAGAACACCGGTTCCGGAGACTCCCTCAGCAACCGGTTGCTGAGGGAGCCGCTCGGTGCGGAGCAACCGCTCGGGGGGTCGATGGCCCCCCCCTTCTGCTGGCCATCGAACCCCCGATCGGTTGCTCCGCACAAGAAGACCGGTCCTGCTGCTGAGGGACGGCTTTAAGAAGTTCACTTATAAGTAAGTGCAGCGTAGGAGCCCTTAGAATAACGGTTATTCGGGGGGGGGCCGGCGAAGCCGCTCTCCCTGAAGACCCCCTGGGCACGGGTACAGGGGAAGGAGAGGTTCAGGGAACCTCTTAATAAGATAAGAATTAAGTATACTTCTTATTAAGAGCCTGCCCTTTCCTATGTAGGTTTCGTATCAATTCTATAAATATTTAGTTTTAATTAATATACGAAACCTACATAGGAGCCATTGCTGGCGAGACCGGTTCTCCAAGAAGAACACCGGCTGCTGAGGGAATCGCCGGTTTTGTATTATAACTTATTCTATTTAAATATAATTAGTTATAATACAAAACCGGTGTTCTTCTTGGAAACCCGGTCTAGCCCTTTCAGTCTGTCCTTTCAGTTACTTAAGTATTATAACTAATTATATTTAAATATAATTAGTTATAATACTTAAGTAAGAAAGGGGTTCTCAGAACTGCTGGTGGTTCTTCCTTGGTTTTTCCTCGGGGGCCCCTAGCCCCAAGTTGGGGCTAGGGGCCCCCGACCATTATAATTAACTATAACTAAGTTATAGTTAATTATAATGGTCGGGGGCCCCTAGCCCCAACTTGGGGCTAGGGGCCCCCGAGGAAAAACCAAGGGTTCGATGGCTCGGGGGGCTCGGGGGCCCCTGCCCCAAGTTGGGGCAGGGGCCCCCAACCCCAGCCCATACTATGGGCTGGGGCTCCCGAGCCCCAAGTATGGGCTGGGCCCCCCCCCCGACCACCCCTGCTTCGGGCCTCCTTCGGCGGGCGGCCATCGAGCAAGAACCGGTCGGGGGGCCCCAGCCCATACTATGGGCTGGGGCCCCCGAGCCCCAGCCCATACTATGGGCTGGGGCCCCCGAGCCTCTCCTATGTTTTCTCCACCCCTCCGGTTTAAAACTAAGTTTAGCTAGACCCCTTCGGTCTAAACTTAGTTTTAAGCCGGACCGGAGCCGGACCGGAGGGTAGCCGGACCGGACCGAAGCCGTAGCCGTACCGGAGGGTAGGAGCCGAAGGGTAGCAGAGCGTAAGAACCGGAGCTCGGGGGCCCCTAGCCCCAAGTTGGGGCTAGGGGCCCCCGACCGGAGGGAACGAAGTGTAAGAGGGGAGGGGAGAGCCGGACCGGAGGGAACGAAGTGGTAGAGGAGCCGGACCGGAGGGTAGCCGGAGCCGTAGGGTAGGAGGAAGGACGGAACCGGAGCCGTAGCCGTACCGGACCGGAGGGTAGCCGGAGGGTAGAAGGGAGACGAAGTGTAAGAGCCGGAGCCGTACCGGACCGGAGGGTAGCCGGAGGGTAGAAGGGAGACGAAGTGGTAGAGGGGAGGGGAGCCGTAGGGTAGCCGAAGGGTAGCAGAAAGAGAGAGGAAAACATAGGAAGAGGGGAAAGCAAGAACCGCTGCGGGGAAGTTTTTCTATTCTAATTAACGATACTTGAGTATAGTTAATTAGAATAGGAAAACTTCTGGTTTGTATAATAGGGACGGTGCTTCCCTCCGGAGGTGTTTCCCTATTCTATCGAATTAGAATTTGACTATAATTAGTTATAATAGGGGAAACCTCCTTCTTTAAGCGAAACCGGCTTTCCTATGTTTCTCCCTCCTTTTCCCATTATAATTAACTATAACTAAGTTATAGTTAATTATAATGGGAAAAGGAGGGAGAAACATAGCTTTCTTTCCTTGGTTCCATTAGAATTAACTATAACTTAGTTATAGTTAATTCTGTCCAAGCACCGCTTTCCCTCCGGTTTCCCATTAGAATTAACTATAACTTAGTTATAGTTAATTCTAATGGGAAACCGGAGGGAAAGCGGTGCTTGGACAGAAGGTGTTCTTGCTGTTCTTCTTAAAACGCCTTCCCCTCGATGGACGGGGTGGCCATCGAGCCCCGGCTGCTTCTACGAGGGGACAGGCTTATGAGACTCGACCCTTTCAGTGGCAGCAGGAATGGTTTTTCCCATTATAATTAACTATAACTAAGTTATAGTTAATTATAATGGGCGGGGTCGAAACAAAGCTTTCTCTCAGCAGCAGTTCCTTCCTATGTTTCGACCCCGCCCATTAGAATTAACTATAACTAAGTTATAGTTAATTCTAATGGGCGGGGTCGAAACATAGGAAAGAACCTTTCAGTATTTTTACCATTATAAATAAGTACAGTCTACCCTACGGCTCTCTCCCTCCGCAGAAGGGGCGGGGCCGTTGGTTTTTCCTCGGGGGCCCCTAGCCCCAAGTTGGGGCTAGGGGCCCCCGACCATTATAATTAACTATAACTTATTAGGTTATAGTTAATTATAATGGTCGGGGGCCCCTAGCCCCAACTTGGGGCTAGGGGCCCCCGAGGAAAAACAAAAAAGGAAAGAAGCAGCCACCCTGCGGTCGGTCTAACTAAACTTATTTATAATGGTAAAAATACTGAAAGGGGCTTCCGCCATCTCAGAACTGCTGCTTGGAAGAACCTCCCTCGTAGAAGAAGCCTCAGTTCTGAGCAGAAGGGCGTTCGGGGGCCCCAGCCCATACTTGGGGCTGGGGCCCCCGAGCCTTTCATTTGTTTTTCCCATTATAATTAACTATAACCTAATAAGTTATAGTTAATTATAATGGGCTTTCCCCTCTCTCCTTCCCTCCGGCTCGTAGAAGAAGCCGCAGAAGGGCGGTCGGGGGCTCGGGGGCCCCCAGCCCCAAGTTGGGGCAGGGGCCCCCAACCCCAGCCTTGGGGCTGGGGTTGGGGGCCCCTGCCCCAAGGCTGGGGGCCCCCGAGCCCCCGAGCCTACGAGACTGAAAGGTCCAGAGCACCGCTTTCCCCTCGTAGGCCGGGGTGGCCTACGAACCCCCCTCTCTCTATGTTTTCCTCTTACGCTTCGCTCCCTCCGGATTAAAAATAAGTTTAGACCGAAGGGGTCTAGCTAAACTTATTTTTAATCCGGAGGGAGCGAAGCGTAAGAGGAAAACATAGGAAAGGCCGGGGCTCTTACTTCGATGGCCACCCCGGCCTCTCCTATGTTTTCCTCTTACGCTTCGCTCCCTCCGGATTAAAAATAAGTTTAGCTAGACCCCTTCGGTCTAAACTTATTTTTAATCCGGAGGGAGCGAAGCGTAAGAGGAAAACATAGAGAGAGCCGTAGGGTAGGGAAAGATCCATTTAAATGAACTATAACAAAGTTATAGTTCATTTAAATGGATCTTTCTAAGCCGGACCGAACTGAAGGGTAGGAGAGCCGGACCGGACCGGAGCCGAAGGGTAGGAGGGAGAGCCGGACCGGAGGGAAGGAGAGAAGGAAGGAAGGGCCGCCCGCCGAAGGAGGCCGGGGGTGGCCTACGAACCCCTCCGGTTCCCCATTATCAATAAGTCCATTCCTCTTACCCTCCGGTTCCCCTCTCTCCTTCCCTCCGGCTCGTAGGCCGCAGAAGGGCGGTCGGGGGCCCCAAGGCTGGGGCCCCCGACCGCCCTTCTGCGGCCTACGAGCCGGAGGGAAGGAGAGAGCCCCTTCGGTATAACTAAACTTATTTATAATGGTAAAAATACTGAAAGGTTCTTTCCTATGTTTCGACCCCGCCTATTAGAATTAACTATAACTAAGTTATAGTTAATTCTAATGGGAAAAACATAGGAAGGACCTGCTGTAAGAACTGCTGAGAGAAAGCTATGTTTCGACCCCGCCCATTAGAATTAACTATAACTAAGTTATAGTTAATTCTAATGGGCGGGGTCGAAACATAGGAAAGAACCGCCAGTTTCCCAGCAGAACAGCCGGTTCCCTCTTCGGCTATGAAACAAAGGATAAGCTCAGGAGCCGGTTCTGCCGCAGAAGACCGGCGTTTCTTGAAGAACACCCTCAGCAACCGGTTGCTGAACACCGGGGGGGACCACCCGCGGGTTCTCTGGGTTCTTGCAGTTCTTGCAACCGGTTGCTCCTCTCGAACACCGGTTTCCCTTTGTTTCCTACATTAACGAACTATATCAATACATTTAGTTCGTTAATGTAGGAAACAAAGGAGTCTCCTAGAGAACTGCTCCTTTGTTTTTGGTCGGCTAGGAAGTTGGAGCACCCATTCTAAATAAGTTTAGTTATACTAAAATTATTTAGAATAGGTTCGGTCTGCAAGAACTGCTGCGAGGGATCCCCCAAGCAATAACCGGCGGTTTATAGGAGCACCCTTAGAATTTTAGTTAGACTAAAATTCTAAGGGTGCTCCTATAAACCGCTCTCAGAACTGCTATAAACTCTTTCTCTCTTATGTAAGTTTGGACTCCCAAAGAACCCCCTTTTAAGAAGCAAGGGTGCCCCGGCTGCAGAAGGGCGGCCTGCTTTTATAGTTCCTTCTTTCCTCCGCTTTCCCTCCGGCTTTCCCCTCGTAGAAGCAGGATCGATGGCCCCTCGCTGGCCCCTCGCTGAAGCAGCCGGGGTGGCCATCGAAGGGGTGGCCATCGAACCCAGCAGAAGGGGTGGTCTGGGGTTGGGGGCCCCCAGCCCATACTATGGGCTGGGGGCACCCGAGCCCCAGCCTTGGGGCCCCCGAGCCATCGAACAAGAACCCCGGCCTCCTTCTTTCCCCTCGTAGAAGAAGCCGGGGCTCGATGGCCGCCCTTCTTACGGCCATCGAGGGGGGTGGTCGGGGGGCCCCCAGCCCCAAGGGCCCCCCCGACCACCCCCCTCGATGGCCGTAAGAAGGGCGGCCATCGAGCCCCGGCTTCTTCTACGAGGGGCCCTTCTTACCACCGGCTATGTTTTCTCCACCCCCTCGATGGCCGGGGGCGGCCATCGAGCCCCTTCGGTTTAAAAATAAGTTTAGACCGAAGGGGTCTAGCTAAAAATTTAAACCGAAGGGGCTCGATGGCCGCCCCCGGCCATCGAGGGGGTGGAGAAACCCAAGGGTGGCCACCCCATCGATGGCTGCTTCGCAGAAGGGGCGGCCATATAGCCCCGGGTTCGATGGCCCCCCGGCCAGCGAGGGGCCATCGAGGGGAAGAGCCTGCTTCTACGAGGGGAAGGGAAAAACCAAGGGTTCGATGGCCACCCCGGCCCTTCCTTCTCTCCCCTCCTCTCCTTCCCTCCGGTCCGGGTAGACCACTTCGTTCCCTACGGCTACGGCTCCGGTCCGGCCTTCTACCCTCCGGCCTTCCCTCTACCACTTCGTTCCCTACGGCTCCGGCTCTCCCCTCTACCACTTCGTTCCCTACGGCTTCGGTCCGGTCCGGTCCGGCTCTCCTCTCCCCTCTACCACTTCGTTCCCTACGGCTCCGGTCCGGCTCTCCCCTCCCTTCCTTCCCTCTTTCCCTCCGGTCCCTACGGCTCCGGCTACCCTCCGGTCCGGCCTTCCCTCTTTCCCTCCGGTCCCTCCGGCTCCGGCTACCCTCCGGTCCGGTCCGGGTCTTACGCTCTGCTACCCTTCGGTCGGGGGACCCAGCCCATACTATGGGCTGGGGCCCCCGAGTCCCTACGGCTCCGGCTTCGGTTCGGTCCGGCTATGTTTTTTCCACCCCCTCGATGGCCGGGGGCGGCCATCGAGCCCCTTCGGTTTAAAATTTTAGCTAGACCCCTTCGGTCTAAACTTATTTTTAAGGGGCTCGTTGGCCCCTCTTCCTATGTTTTTCCCCTTATAATTAACTATAACAAAGTTATAGTTAATTATAAGGGGAAAAACATAGCCGGACCGGAGGGAAGCCGGACCGGACCGGAGGGTAGGAGAGGAGAGAAGGAAGGGCCGGGGCTATATGGCCGCCCCTTCTGCGGCCCGGGGGTGGCCATCGAACCCGCCCGCCCCTTCGATGGCCAGGGGGTGGCCATCGAACCCCCGGGCCGGGGCTCGATGGCCGCCCCCGGCCATCGAGGGGGTGGCCATCGAACCCGAAGGAGGCCAACGAGGGGGGAAAACATAGGAAGAGGGGAAAGCCCATTATAATTAACTATAACTTAGTTATAGTTAATTATAATGGGAAAAACATAGGACAGCCCCTCTTATTAGGACTTTAAGGGCTAGGGCCTACTTTAAGAGTGGGCCCCTCTTATTAGGGCTTGACTTTCAAGCAGGCCTACTCTTAATTAATAAGAATAAGAATCCCCTCGTATGCTTTACTTTCGGCCTACTATTAAAAACAAACATAAGAGTGGGGCCCTTCTGCCTCTTCCTTGGTTTTTACCATTATAATTAACTATAACTAAGTTATAGTTAATTATAATGGTAAAAACCAAGGAGAAGAAAGGCCTCCTTCTTTCCCCTCGCTGGCCGGGGCTCGATGGCCGCCCCCGGCCATCGAGGGGGTGGCCAGCGAACCCTTGGTTTTTACCATTATAATTAACTATAACTAAGTTATAGTTAATTATAATGGTAAAAACCAAGGGTTCGCTGGCCACCCCCTCGATGGCCGGGGGCGGCCATCGAGCCCCGGCCAGCGAGGGGAAAGAACAGCAGTTATGACAGCGGGCTAGTACGAGCCCCTGCTCTTTTTAAAGGAGCCCCCTCTAGTAAGCAGCCGGTGTTCTGCTGCTGGGTTCTTGCAACCGGTTGCAAGAACCCAGCAGCAGAACACAGGTGTTCGAGAGGAGCAACCGGCGCGTTAAAAGCAGCCGGCTTCTTTAAAAGCGCAGGTGCTCCTACGGGCGGGCAGTTATTGAGCCCCTGACTTGTCTGGAAGAAGGGCTAGGAAGTTTTCCTATTAGAATTCACTATACCTAAGTATAGTGAATTCTAATAGGAAAACGGAGGAGAGCCGTTCCCTAGCCCCTTCTAGAAGAACCCTTCGGAGATTCTCCCCTTCTAGGGAAGGCGTTTCTTGCACCGAGTTCTTGCAGAAAGGACCGAAGGGTGTTTCAACATCCGGGGAAGCAGCGAGGGGTTTTATAGCCGAAGAGCACCCATTATAACTAATTATATTTAAATATAATTAGTTATAATGGGTGCTCTTCGGCTATAAAACCCTCTAGGAACTGCTATACACCGGTTTTCTTGCAAGACCTGAAGAACACCGATGCGGAGCAACCGGTTGCAAGAGTGGTCCGCCAGGGAACCGGTCGGGGCGGAGCACCCGCCGGGTGCTCCGCCCCGAGTCGGGGGTTCGATGTCCACCCCTTCTGCTGGCCATCGAAGGGGCGGAGCACCCGCCGGGTGCTCCGCCCCTTCGATGGCCAGCAGAAGGGGTGGCCATCGAACCCCCGAGCGGTTTCTTCTGCTGCTTCGGCGGTTCTTGCACCCTTCGAAGGCGAGGCTACCGGCTCTCCTCCGTTTTCCCTTATAAGTTTAGTCTAACTAAAATTAGAAGGGGTTCTTCGCAGCAGCGATTCCGGCAGCCGGCTTTCCCCTCTTCTGCTATAAACTCTTTACTCTTATGTAAGTTTCATAGCGGAAGAGCACCCATTATAATTAACTATAACTAAGTTATAGTTAATTATAATGGGTGCTCTTCCGCTATGAAACTTACATAAGAGTAAAGGGGCCCACTGCTCTTTCGTAACTTTCTTATAAATAAGAAGGGCTTCTGCGTTATAGAAGAACCCCCTAGAAGGAGTTCCCCCTTATAACTTATAAGAATTAGTTATAATGGGTGCTCTTCCGCTATGAAACAAAGGAAAGTCCTAGACCGAAGGGTCTTCTGCTGCTGCTAGGGGCCACTGAAAGGTCTTCTGCCAGAAGAACAGCAGCCCGTTCATCCTTTGTTTGGAGCACCTATTAGAATTAACTATAACTAAGTTATAGTTAGTTCTAAGGGGTGCATTTCCGCTATGAAACAAAAAGAGAAATTTCTTACCGAAGGGTCCTGGCTTACTTATAAGTAAGTAAGTAAGTAAGAAATTTCTGGTTTGTTTCATAGGAGCAGGGCCGTAGGGGTGCCCCTAGACCCCCTACTGTTCTTTCCTGCCCCTCGTAGGCCGCAGAAGGGCGGTCGGGGCCCCAGCCCATACTTGGGGCTGGGGTCGGGGGCCCCTAGCCCCAACTTGGGGCAGGGGCCCCCAAGCCCTTCCTTGGTTTTTCCCATTAAAATGAACTATAACTTAGTTATAGTTCATTTTAATGGGAAAAACCAAGGAAGAGCCCTTCCTTCCCTCTACCACTTCGTTACCTACGGCTCCGGCTCTCCTCCTACCCGTCGGCTTCGGTCCGGCTTGGAAAGATCCATTTAACTGAACTATAACTTTGTTATAGTTCAGTTAAATGGATCTTTCCCTACCCTACTGCTCTCTCTATGTTTTTCCTCGGGGGCCCCTAGCCCCAAGTTGGGGCTAGGGGCCCCCTTAAACCTAAGTTTAGACCGAAGGGGTCTAGCTAAACTTAGATTTAAGGGGGCCCCTAGCCCCAACTTGGGGCTAGGGGCCCCCGAGGAAAAACATAGCCGGACCGGAGGGTAGCCGGAGCCGTAGGGACCGGAGGGAAAGAGGGAAGGAAGGGCCGGGGCTATATGGCCGCCCTTCTGCCGGCCATATAGGGGGTGGTCGGGGGCCCCAGCCCATACTGGGGGCTGGGGCCCCCGAGCCTACGAGGGGCAGGAAAGAAGAACAGCAGTTCTTGACCGAATGGGGCAGAGCAGAAGGAGGAAGACCTTTCAGTCTTACTTATAAGTGCAGGGGCCCGGCGGTCCCGCCCTTCGGTCCTTTCAGTGGCCCCTGCCTTTACACTTCGGTCTGAAATATCTGCCTCCTGCTGCAGACGCAGGGGCCCCCTTCGGGATAGTCCCCCTCGTAGGCCTTTTTGTAATAAGGGCAGCCTTGCCTATAGAATACCCCCTAGACCGAAGGGGTATGTGCTTCGCCGCCGCAGGAAGCCCTACTTCCAGACAAGGCAGGGGCTCTCCTTCTAGAAGAACCCCCTCTTATTAAGTTAAGAAGCAGCCGATAGAAGGGCGGTCGGGGGCCCCAGCCGCAACTTGGGGCTGGGGCCCCCGAGCCTTGCCAATAGAATAACTCTCACTGAAAGGGTCGAGTCTCATCAGCCGGTGCAAGAACCGAAGGGCCTTGCCTATAGAAGAACCCCTTTTCTTCTGCTGCCTGCTCTATGCCACTGAAAGGTTTTCCCTGCTTGCTGCACTGAAAGGACTGAAAGGCTCCTGGCCTGCTACGCCGAGGGAAGACCTATTAGAATTATAAAACGCGTAGCTGCCCCCCAAGACTGAAAGGTCACTGAAAGGACTGAAAGGTTTAAAGTTTCGTATTATAATTAACTATACTAAAAGTATAGTTAATTATAATACGAAACTTTAAAGCGGGGGCGCTTAGTCCCTTCCCTTTAGGTCTTACTTACTTATAAGACCCCTTCTTATGCTTATGTAGGTCTTATAAGTAGGCGGCCTACGGAAACCGGCAAGAACACTAATAAGACCTAAAGGGAATAAGAGCCCACTTACACTTAGAAGTTAGTAAGCCAGTACCCTTCGAAGCAGCCAGTACCCTTCGAAGCAGCCAGTACCCTTCGAAGCAGCCAGTACCCTTCGGTAAGTTAGACCTACATAAGCATAAGAGGGGTCTTATAAGTAAGTAAGTAAGACCTAAAGGGAAGGGAATAAGAGCCCACTTAGAAGGAAGTAATACCTACATAAGAATAAGAGGGGTCTTATAAGTAAGTAAGTAAGTAAGTAAGTAAGTAAGTAAGTAAGTAAGTAAGTAAGTAAGTAAGTCTTGGGGACAGCTACGCGTCCCAGTGAACCCCCTTTTTAAATAACCTATAAGTATAGTTAATTATTATAAGATAAACCCGAGCTTCACTGAGTTTAGCTTCTTCTGGTGTCGTAGTAAAGGGCCCCTAGTCTCACCGATGTAGACCGAGCCGCCAGAAGACTTTAAGTTTTCCGGCAGTTCTTCTGCTTTCCCCTCTTCCTATGTTTTTCCCCCTCGTTGGCCTCCTTCGGGTTCGATGGCTCGGGGGCTGGGGGTCGGGGGCCCCCAGCCCCAACTTGGGGCAGGGGCCCCCAAGCCCGTCCTTGGTTTTTCCCCTTAAAACTAAGTATAGTCAGACTATACTTAGTTTTAAGGGGAAAAACCAAGGAAGAGCCCCCGAGCCATCGAACCCGAAGGAGGCCATCGAGGGGGAAGAGGGGAAAGCAGAAAATAATAACTAACAATACTTAAAAAAAAAGCATCTAAGTTTTATTTGTTCTGGTACAAATACTAAAAAGTTTAAAAAGTAGTTAAATTTGAAACATAAAAATTATTTATAACTACATGATATGCAGCATCTTGTTTTAAACCTCTATTTAAACGTTCACGTACGCGTACCATAATACGATCAACTACATATAAGTAAGCTTCTTTAAAAGCTTTTTGTTGGTAAAATAAAACAGTTTCGTTTTTAAATTCTTCTAATTTTGCAAGACGTAAGCTGTGCATACTCACGACTGTTTTTAGTTCACTATTCGCACGTAAAATACCTTCTTCTCGTATTTCTTGCGCTTTTTTCTTTGCAATATCAAATTGTGTTTTTGCATTATTTAATTTTTCTTGTGCTTCTAATGCACGTGTATTTGCTATTTCTAAATTTGTTAAAATGGTTTGTTTACGATTTTCTAATAATGTTGTTAAATTTTGACCTACAAACGTTACAACAATAAATAACACTGCTGCTAAGTTAATTATATTTGTTTCAAAAATATTAGTATTAATCCCGAAACCTTCATGTCCTAACACGTAATTAAATAATAAGTTATACATTTTTTCTATTTTTCTTATAGACTTATGAGTTTTTAGAAACCTTTAAACGTTAAGTGTTTGTTGTATAAGTTATCTTAAAATATTAAGCTAATAATGCTTTTTTAACTTTTTCTTTTCTCCCTGCTGCCGACCGACCGCTCTTCTTGTGCGGAGCAACCGGTCGGGGGTTCGATGGCTCGGGGGTTGGGGGGTTGGGGGCCCCAGCCCCCAACCCCCCAACCCCCCGACCACCCCTTCTGCTGGCCAGCGAACCCCCGACCGGTTGCTTTCCTTGGTTTTTCCTCGGGGGCCCCTAGCCCCAAGTTGGGGCTAGGGGCCCCCGACCATTATAATTAACTATAACTAAGTTATAGTTAATTATAATGGTCGGGGGCCCCTAGCCCCAACTTGGGGCTAGGGGCCCCCGAGGAAAAACCAAGGAAGCACAAGAAGACCTGTTCTTGAAGAACACCCTCAGCAACCGGCGGCGGCGTAGCAGCCCGTTGTTCGAGAGGAGCAACTTTAAGGCGTTCCTGCAGCTTAAAGTACTTTAACCTGCAGGAACGCCTTAAAGTTGCTCCTCTCGAACAACGGTTTCTTCCGTAGCAGCATCCGGTTCTTAAAGGCGGAGCAACCGGTTGCTCCGCCTTTAAGAACCGGCTGCTGACCTCCGTTGCTCTTATTCCCTTTAGGTTTTACTTATAAGACGGCTACCCCCCCCCCCTCTCTGCGCGGGTGGCTGCTTCTGTCCTTGGTTTTTACCTTCCTTTGCTCCTACTACCGCCCCTCCGGCCTTGGTTCGGTTTCCCATTATAAATAAGTACAGGATCCTTCGGTCTGACTATACTTATTTATAATGGGAAACCGAACCAAGGCCGGAGGGGCGGTAGTAGGAGCAGAGGAAGGTAAAAACCAAGGAAAGAAGAGTGGGGCCCCTTCTGCTGCTGCGAAGGAGCCGAAAAGGGAGTATAGAGCCCCTATACCGAAGGGATTCTTCTGCTGCAGACGGAGCAGGGGCAAGGGCGAGGAGACGGCCTCCCAAGCACCGGTCTTCTTGTGCGGAGCAACCGCTCGGGGGTTCGATGGACACCCCTTCTGCTGGCCATCGAACCCCCGGTCGGGGCGGAGCACCCGCCGGGTGATCCGCCCCGGCGGTTTACCCTTATAAGTTTAGTAGAACTAAACTTTTTTAGAAAGGGTGCCTTCGGGTGTTTCATAGCGGAAGAGCGGTTTAGAGCAGAAGAGCGGCTGTTCTTCTTTAAACGCCGATGCTTGTTCTTGCTCTTCCCCTCGTAGGCCTCAGAAGGGCGGCCTACGAGGGGAAAGCAGAAGCCGCCCTTCTGCGGCTTATGAGACTCGACCCTTTCAGTGGCAGCAGGAATGGTTTTTCCTCGGGGGCCCCTAGCCCCAAGTTGGGGCTAGGGGCCCCCGACCATTATAATTAACTATAACTAAGTTATAGTTAATTATAATGGGACAGTTTACCATTATAAAAATAGAAGTCCAGTCCTCTTATAAGTAAGCCCAAGAAGAACACCGCTGCTTGAAGGGCTAGGAATTTTTACTATTCTAAATAAGTTTAGTCTAACTAAACTTATTTAGAATAGTAAAAATTCCGTCCCCTCGTAGAAGCAGGCTCGATGGCCACCCCCTATATGGCCGGAAGAAGGGCGGCCATCGAGCCTGCTTCAGCGAGGGGTAGGGGGGCCCCAGCCCCAACTTGGGGCTGGGGCCCCCGAGCCATCGAAGGGGCTCTTCCCCTCTTCCTTTTTTTCCCATTATAATTAACTATAACAAAGTTATAGTTAATTATAATGGGAAAAAAAGGAAAGGCCGGGGCTCTTCCTTCGATGGCCACCCCGGCCATCGAGGGGGGGGTGGCCTACGAACCCTTGGTTTTTCCCATTATAAATAAGTTTAGTTAGACTAAACTTATTTATAATGGGCTAGGAATTTTTACCATTATAAATAAGTATAGTCTGACTATACTTATTTATAATGGTAAAAATTCCTCGCCGGAGGGGTTCGTAGGCCACCCCGGCCTACGAGGGGAAAGCGGAGGAAAGGCCGGCTGCTTCGACGAAGAACCCCCGGCTGCTTATACGAGGGGAAGCAGGCCAGCCACTTACTTATAAGACTTGTAAGTAAGGATCCGGGGCAGCTCTTATAAGTAAGTAAGCCAGTACCCTTCGGGAAGTAAGCCAGTACCCTTCGGTAAATAAGTCTCTCAGCTCTTATACTTACTTACCAAAGGGTACTGGCTTACTTCCCGAAGGGTACTGGCTTACTTACTCTCTTACTTACTCTCTTACTTACTCTCTTACTTACTCTCTTACTTACTCTCTTACTTACTTACTAACTTACTTAGCGAAGCGTACTAGCCCACTACCCTTCGGTTACTTAGCGAAGCGGACTGGCTTACTTACTTATAAGTGTCGCTTGACCCTTTCTTTTCCTGTATTAATTAACTATATTAATAAATATAGTTAATAAATATAGGAAACTCTCGATTATTCTTTGAGAATAGTAAAAAACACGTATAAAAAAGGGGAACTTACTTATAAGTAAGGTTTTTTCCTAGCTATTCGCAAAAAAAAGAACAAAGCCGCCTATTGGTATAATTTTGTACTACATAACTTTATAAAGAGGGAAATTCCGTAGCATAAACATTTTTTAATACATAACTATAGTCAAAAGAAAAACAATTAGTTATAAAAAAGCACAAAATACAACAAAACATTCCTAAAATTGATAATGCAATTTTTAATGTTGTATTATCCTCATAATTTTAAAATTTTATAAAAATATTTTTTATAAAAATAAAAAGCAAGTTAAATTTGAAAAATTTTTTAAATAATAAAGTAAGTATAATAAAATAAACTTTTAACCTTTGTTTTTGTTAGTTGAGGACTAAGCTTGTCTGCTCTAGCATTAACATAAATCCTCTTCCTTATAAGAACTCCTTTTTTTTTAAGAGTCAAAAATCTTAAAAAAATACGAGAACCTGTTTCTTATTTTTTTTTCTACAAATTCTCCTAAAAAAGGAGTTCCTTTTAATTGAAGTATACGTTCTTTTTCAGTCTCCTTTTTCTTACAAGAGAAGGCTACTTCGACTGAAAGGACTGAAAGGGTCTAGGAAGTATTGGGCTCCCCTAGCCCAACGTAGCCGGGGTTCTTCTAAGGGAGACCAATACTTCGGGAACCTCTTTTGGTTCCTACACTAACTATATTAATTAATATAGTTAGTGTAGGAACCAAATTCCAGCAGGACCTCAGGGTCTTCCTCCTGCTGTTCTGTCCTTGGTTTTTCCCATTATAATTAACTATAACTAAGTTATAGTTAATTATAATGGGCTAGATCTTTTTACCATTATAAATAAGTATAGACCGAAGGGGTCTAGCTATACTTATTTATAATGGTAAAAATTCTCCCTTCGGACCCCTCGCTGAAGCAGCCGGGGCTCGATGGCCGCCCGCCGAAGGAGGCCATCGAGGGGTGGGTTCGATGGCCGGGGTGGCCATCGAACCCACCCCCTCGATGGCCGCAGAAGGGGCGGCCATCGAGCCCCGGGTTCGATGGCCACCCCGGCCATCGAGGGGCCATCGAGGGGAAAGCCTTCTGCCTCTTCCTATGTTTTTCCCATTATAATTAACTATAACAACGTTATAGTTAATTATAATGGGAAAAACATAGGAAAGGCTTGGGGGCCCCTGCCCCAAGTTGGGGCTTTCCTTGGTTTTTCCCCTTAAAACTAAGTATAGTCAGACTATACTTAGGTTTAAGGGGAAAAACCAAGGACGGGCCCCCGACCGCAGAAGGGCGGCCTCTCCTTGGTTTTTACCGTTAAAACTAAGTATAGTCTGACTATACTTAGTTTTAAGGGGAAAAACCAAGGAAGAGCCCGGAGGGAAAGCTCCTTCGGGCTCTTCCTTCGATGGCTCGGGGGCCCCAGCCCATAGTATGGGCTGGGGCCCCCGACCACCCCATCGATGGCTGCTTCGGAAGAAGGGCGGTCGGGGGCCCCAGCCCATACTATGGGCTGGGGCCCCCGAGCCCTTCCTTCTACCCTCCGGCTTCCCTTCGGTCCGGCTTGTAAAGATCCATTTAAATGAACTATAACTTAGTAGGTTATAGTTCATTTAAATGGATCTTTACAAGGAAGAGCCCCGGCTCGGGGGCCCCAGCCCATAGTATGGGCTGGGGCCCCCGACCCTTCCTTCTACCCTCCGGCTTCCCTCCGGTCCGGCTATGTTTTCCTCTTACGCTTCGCTCCCTCCGGCTTAAAACTAAGTATAGACCGAAGGGGTCTAGCTAAACTTAGTTTTAAGCCGGAGGGAGCGAAGTGTAAGAGGAAAACATAGAGAGAGCCGTAGGGTAGGGAAAGATCCATTTAAATGAACTATAACCTACTAAGTTATAGTTCATTTAAATGGATCTTTCATAGCCGGACCGAACCGAACCGGAGCCGGACCGTAGGGAAGCCGGAGGGAAGAAGGAAGGGACCGTAGGGTAGAGGAGAGCCGGAGCCGTAGGGACCGGAGGGAAAGAGGGAAGGAAGGGCTCGGGGCCCCAGCCCATAGTATGGGCTGGGGCTCGGGGTCCCCAGCCCATAGTATGGGCTGGGGCCCCCCCGACCGCCCTTCTGCGGCCTACGAGGGGCAGGAAAGAAGAACAGCAGGTTTCTCCTCTTCTGCTTCGGAGGGCTCCTTCTTTCCTCCGCTTTCCTCCGTTTTACCATTATAATTAACTAGAACTTAGTTATAGTTAATTATAAGGGTCGGGGGCCCCCAGCCACAACTTGGGGCTGGGGGCTCGGGGGCCCCCAGCCCCAAGTTGGGGCTGGGGGCCCCCAACCCCCGAGGAAAAAACAAGGACAGAGCAGACCGAAGGACTGAAAGGGGACGGGCTGCTCCTTAAAAACTGCATAGAGCAGGATCTTCAGCAAGAACTGCTGTTCTTCGGGGCCCCTTCGTTCTGCTGGCGACCAGCTAGTGGGCCCCTTTTATTCTGATCCTTTGTTTCATAGCGGAAGAGGGTACCGGCTGCCGCAGTTCTTTTAAGCGGAAGAAGAGCCTTTAAAAGAGGAATTTTTACCATTATAAATAAGTTTAGTTAGACCTCTTAAAGGAACTTCTGCAGAAGGGCTTTCCCCTCTTCCTATGTTTTTCCCATTATAAAGAAGTTTAGCTAGACCCCTTCGGTCTAAACTTAGGTTTAAGCCGGAGGGACCGGAGGGGTAGAGGAAAACATAGGAAGAGGGGAAAGCCCCTATTCTAATTAACTATAACTTAATAAGTTATAGTTTATTCTAATGGGCTGCAGAAATCCTTCTAGGGGGCTTACTCTTCTATAACGCAGAAGCCCTTCATTTTGAAAGTTACGAGGAGGGCAACCCTTCGGTCTTATCCTTTGTTTCATAGGAGCAGCAGCTCTCCCCCTCGTAGGCCTCCTTCGCAGAAGAACAGAGGGGCGGCCTTTCCAAGCACCGCTTCCTCTTTCCCTCCGGTCCCTTCGGTCCGGTTTCCCATTATAATTAACTATAACTAAGTTATAGTTAATTATAATGGGAAACCGGACCGAAGGGACCGGAGGGAAAGAGGAAGCGGTGCTCTGGACCTTTCAGTCTCTTCCTTGGAAAGATCCATTTAAATGAACTATAACCTACTAAGTTATAGTTCATTTAAATGGATCTTTCCAAGCCGGACCGAACCGAAGCCGAAGGGAACGAAGTGGTAGAGGGGAGAGCCGGAGGGTAGAAGGAAGGGCTCTTCCTTGGTTTTCTCCTACCCTCCGGCTTAAAACTAGGTATAGACCGAAGGGGTCTAGCTATACTTAGTTTTAAGCCGGAGGGTAGGAGAAAACCAAGGACGGGCTTGGGGGCCCCTGCCCCAAGTTGGGGCTAGGGGCCCCCGACCCCAGCCTCAAGTATGGGCTGGGGCCCCCGACCGCCCTTCTGCGGCCTACGAGGGGAAGAGGGGAGAGTATTTCTGCTGCTCTTCGGCTATGAAACAAACCAGAAGTTTTCCTAAACTAAATAAGTACAGTTTCCTTTCCCCTCTTCCCCTCGATGGCCGGGACTCGATGGCCGCCCCTTCTGCGAAGCAGCCCGGGGGCTCGATGGCCGCCCCCGGCCATCGAGGGGGTGGCCATCGAACCCTTGTTTTTTCAGCAGAAGAACGGATTATATTTATAAGAATATAATCCGTTCTAATGGGTGGCAGAAGAAAAGGACCGAATTTTTACCATTATAAATAACTTTAGTTAGACCGAAGGGGCTCTTCTTCTGCTCCGCTTCCCCCTCGTAGGCCGGAAGAAGGGCGGCCCTTCCTTCCTTCTCTCCTTCCCTCCGGTCCCGCTTCCCTTCGGTCCGGCTCCTCTACCACTTCGTCCCTCTACCACTTCGTCTCCCTTCTACCCTCCGGCCTTCCCTCTTTCCCTCCGGTCCCTACGGCTCCGGCTTCCCTTCGGTCCGGTCCGGTTCCCTCTACCACTTCGTTCCCTACGGCTCCGGGGGTTCGATGGCCACCCCTTCTGCTGGGTTCGATGGCCACCCCGGCCAGCGAGGGGCCAGGGGCGGAGCAACCGGCGGGTGCTACCCTCCGGTCCGGTTCGGTCCGGTCCGGCCTTCTACCCTCCGGCTCTCCCCTCCCCTACGGCTCATACCCTTCGGTTCCTCTCCCTCCTACCCTCCGGCTCCGGTCCGGTCCGGGTAGACCACTTCGTCTCCCTTCCCTCTTACACTTCGTTCCCTCCGGCTCCGGCTACCCTCCGGTCCGGTACGGCTTCGGCTCCGGTCCGGTCCGGCTCCCTCTACCACTTCGTCCCTCTACCACTACGTTCCCTCCGGTTCCCTCTTACACTTCGTTCCCTACGGCTCCGGCTACCCTCCGGTTGGGGTCCCCTGCCCCAACTATGGGCTGGGGCCCCCGAGCCCCAGCCCATACTATGGGCTGGGGGCCCCTGCCCATACTATGGGCTGGGGGCCCCCGAGCCCCCGAGTCCGGTCCGGTTCCCTCTACCACTTCGTCTACCCTACGGCTCCTACCCTCCCTCTACCACTTCGTTCCCTCCGGCTACGGCGGTCTCTTCCCTCTCTAGCTGCGCTCCCTACGGCTCCGGCTACCCTTCGGTCCGGCTCCGGTACGGCTCCGGCTCTACCCTACGGTCCCTTCTTCCCTCCGGCTCCGGTCCGGTCCGGTCCGGCCTTCTACCCTCCGGCCTTCTACCCTCCGGCTCTCCTCTACCCTACGGCTCCTACCCTCTCCCCTACGGCGGTCTCTTCCTCCTTCCCTACGGCTCCGGCTACCCTCCGGTCCGGCTCCGGTCCGGTTCGGTTCGGTTCGGTCCGGCTATGTTTTTACCATTATAATTAACTATAACTATGCTATAGTTAATTATAATGGTAAAAACATAGGAAAGCCGGTGCTTGGGAGGGGAAACCCAAGGAAAGCCAGCAGAAAGCCCATTCTAATAAACTATAACTTAGTTATAGTTTATTAGAATAGGAAAAACCAAGGATAAACCGAAGGGTACTAGCAGGAGAGGGGTCAGCCTGCTCCAAACAAAGGACAGCCAGACTTACATACAGATAAGTAAGGACTTATAAGTAAGTAAGTAAGTAAGTAAGTAAGTAAGTAAGTAAGTAAGTAAGCCAGTCCACTACGCTAAGTAAGTAAGTAAGTAAGAGAGTAAATAAGTAAGCAATTAAGTAAGAGAGTAGGTAAGAGAGTAAGCCAGGGGTTCTTCAACCCCTTTATGCGGTAAGTAAGCCAGGGGGTTTCCCACCCTTCTTCTGCGAAGAAGTAAGCCAGGGTGTACATTCCATTTCAGTGGCTTTATGGAAGATTCTTGTAAGCCAGGGTGTACATTCCATTTCAGTGGCTTTATGGAAGATTCTTGTAAGCCAGGGTATTCCTTCCATTTCAGTGGCCCCTTTATGGAAGATTCTTGTAAGCCAGGGGTTCTTATTTGTTAAGAGTATGCCGCCCTATACCTTAATGGCACCCGTTCGAGGCAGCTCCCCTTCGGTCAGTAAGGGGGTCTTATTTGTTTGTTAAGAGTAGGCTCGGGGCTCGGGGGCCCCTGCCACAAGTTGGGGCAGGGGCCCCCAACCCCAGCCCATACTATGGGCTGGGGCCCCCGAGCCCCGAGCCTACTCTTAACAAACAAATAAGAACCCCTGGCTTACTTATCTTATTTAGAGTGGGGGTAGAACAGCTGTTCTTCTGCTGAAGACCCGAAGGACGAACTGCGGATAAAAAAGTCGAAAGGAGTTATGATTTAAGAAGAATCCCGGCTTTCAGAACTGCTGCGTACTCGAAAAACTGACGACGAAAGGAGGGATAGGAGAAGACGAGAAAAACGTACAAACAAAGGAAGGATTGCTTTTCCGCATAAGGCGGACCTTTCGGTATATGAAAAACATAAAAACTATAAAAGTAAAATATATTAAACATTTATTGTTTAATATATTTTATTAAAATTTACCCTGCAAAAGGGTTTGCAAATAATAACGCTAAAGCAACAACTAAACCGTAAATAGTTAACGATTCCATAAATGCAAAGCTTAATAATAAAGCACCACGAATTTTACCTTCAGCTTCTGGCTGACGCGCAATTCCTTCTACAGCATAACCAGCTGCAGTTCCTTGACCCATACCAGGGCCAATAGCAGCTAAACCAACAGCTAAACCAGCAGACACAACAGAAGCAGCAGCAACGATAGGGTTCATATTTTTCCTCCATAATTTTTTTTAAAATTATAACAACCGTATTAATTATAACATATTTATTTTCTTAAAAAAAGAAACAGGAGTTCTTTTTGGAGGAAAGAATTTATACTTAATTCTTTCTCGTTTTTCCCAATCCCGGTGTTTCCTGTACTTCTTACAAATTCTAAGGCTTGTTCCCCTTGCCTGACTTTTTCCCTTTTTTTCTGTTTATAATTAATTTCCTCTTTCCTAGGTGTCGAACCCCCGACTCTTTCTGCCCCACTGAAAGGGTCGAGTCTCATAAGCATGTCCTAGGTTTTCCTATACCCCTCCGGTCCCTTCGGTTCCTTTTCCCATTATAAATAATTTTAGACCGAAGGGGTCTAGCTAAACTTATTTATAATGGGAAAAGGAACCGTAGGGACCGGAGGGGTATAGGAAAACCAAGGAAAGAAGGGCGGTCGGGGGGGCCCCAGCCCATACTATGGGCTGGGTCCCCCGAGCCCCAGCCCATACTTGGGGCTGGGGCCCCCGAGCCTTTCCCTACCCTACGGCTCTCTCTATGTTTTCTCCCTCCCCTCTTACACTTCGTTCCCTACGGCTCCGGCTCCGGCTTAAAACTAAGTTTAGCTAGACCCCTTCGGTCTAAACTTAGGTTTAAGCCGGAGCCGGAGCCGTAGGGAACGAAGTGTAAGAGGGGAGGGAGAAAACATAGAGAGAGCCGTAGGGTAGGGAAGAGCCCCTTCGATGGCTCCTCGCTGAAGCAGCCGGGGTGGTCGGGGGCCCCAGCCCATACTTGGGGCTGGGGCCCCCGAGCCATCGAAGTGGGTGGCCATCGAACCCCGAAGGGTTTCTTCATCTAGACTTACTTAACTTATCAGTCGGAGTATTTGAAAGGAGGAACCTATTCTTACTATAGGGAAACTAGTATAGGAAACTCTTTGCTTCTTTTAGCAACCGTAGGTTGCGTAAGGCGGGAAGGTTCAGGGAAACCCTTATACTTATAAGTAAGTAAGCCAGTACGCTTCGCTAAGCCAGTACGCTTCGCTAAGTAACCGAAGGGTAGTGGGTCCCCTACGGCTCTCTCTTGGTTTTCTCCCTCCCCTCTTACACTTCGTTCCCTACGGCTCCGGCTCCGGCTTAAAACTAAGTATAGACCGAAGGGGTCTAGCTATACTTAGTTTTAAGCCGGAGCCGGAGCCGTAGGGAACGAAGTGTAAGAGGGGAGGGAGAAAGGACGGGCTTGGGGGCTCGGGGGCCCCCAGCCCCAAGTATGGGCAGGGGCCCCCAACCCCTGCCCCAAGTATGGGCAGGGGTTGGGGGCCCCTAGCCCATACTTGGGGCTAGGGGCCCCCGAGCCCCCAACCCCAGCCCCAAGTATGGGCTGGGGCCCCCGACCGTCCTTGGTTTTTCCCATTAAAATGAACTATAACCTGGTTATAGTTCATTTTAATGGGAAAAACCAAGGAAACGCTTCGCTAAGTAAGTTAAGTAAGTATACGGAATTACTTATGCCTCTTTTAGCAACCGAAGGTTGCGTAAGCCGGTAGCGTATCAACCGGGTGCTACGCTACCGGTCGTGGCCACTAGCCGTAGATGTAGGAGGAAAAAAAGGAATGGGTGAAGGGAATGGGGTAGTTAAGGAGTTTAGAGGAAGGAGACCAGCTTTAGCCTTGCTTGTTAGACAAGAGGGGCTACTGCTATACCTTATTTCTTTTCCTATAAGCAAAGCATCCCTATGAAGATTATTGTTAAACTAGGAGCATTTTCCTCTTGCTAAAGATACGAGCCCTGCCATTTCGGGGTGTATCAAGCGCTGCTTCTATCCTTAAGCTGTTTCTGCTATAACTGGTTACTCGTTTCGGGAGTAGGAGCAGTTATAGCAGAAAGGAAACCGCCCTTCTTTACTTAAAAGAAAGAAAGAAATTTTTCCCTGAAATTTTTTATAGCAGTTCCTAACAAGTAAGAGCGGTTTCTTCTATAACCTTTCTTTAATGACTAGGGGCAGTTTGCGAACTCCATACGTATTAAGCATGAGATCCTATCTATAAGAATATCGAGGGTGCTCCTCTCGCTGGGTTTCTGCTCTAAACACGCGCTCTTCTGCTATAAACCGCTATTTCTCTTCTTCTGCTCCGCTTCACCCTCTTCCTATGTTTTCTCCCTCCCCTACGGTCCCTTCCTTCCCTCTACCCCTCCGGTCCCTACGGCTCCGGCTACCCTCCGGTCCGGCTACGGCTACGGCTCCGGTCGGGGGCCCCCAGCCCCAACTCTGGGCGGGGCCGCCTTCGGTCTGGGGGCCCCCGAGCTCCGGCTTAAAATTTTAGACCGAAGGGGTCTAGCTAAAATTTTAAACCGAAGGGTCTATATGGCCCCTATATGGCCGGGGTGGCCATCGAACCCGCCCTGTCCTTGTTTTTTCCCATTATAAATAAGTATAGCTAGACCCCTTCGGTCTAAACTTAGTTTTAAACCGGAGGGGCTCTTCCTATGTTTTCTCCTACCCTCCGGCTTAAACCTAAGTATAGTCTGACTATACTTAGGTTTAAGCCGGAGGGTAGGAGAAAACATAGGAGAGGCTCGGGGGTCGGGGGCCCCAGCCCATACTATGGGCTGGGGCCCCGACCACCCCGGCCATCGAGGGGAAGGCCTTTCCTATGTTTTTCCCGTTATAATTAACTATAACTTTGTTATAGTTAATTATAAGCCGGAGCCTGAGGCGTAGGGACCGAAGGGTAGCAGAGCGTAAGAGCCGGACCGGAGGGAAGGAGAGGAGGGGAGAAAACATAGGAAGAGGGTAAAAGGACGGAATTTTTACCATTATAAATAAGTACAGGATCCTTCGGGCTCGTAGGCCGCCCCTTCGATGGCCAGGGGGTGGTCGGGGGCCCCAGCCTTGGGGCTGGGGTTGGGGGCCCCTGCCCCAACTTGGGGCAGGGGCCCCCAAGCCCGTTCTTGGTTTTTCCTCGGGGGCCCCTAGCCCCAAGTTGGGGCTAGGGGCCCCCAACCCTTAAAACTAAGTATAGTCAGACTATACTTAGTTTTAAGGGTTGGGGGCCCCTAGCCCCAACTTGGGGCTAGGGGCCCCCGAGGAAAAACCAAGGAAGAGCCATCGAACCCGCCGGTGCTTGGAGGCTGCTTCTACGAGGGGTATGACTAAACTTATTTATAATGGTAAAAATTCCTCTTTTAAAGGAGGGGCTCTTCCCTACCCTACGGCTCTCTCTATGTTTTCTCCCCTCCCCTCCTCTCCTTCCCTCCGGTCCGGCTCTTACGCTCTTCTACCCTTCGGTCCCTACGGCTACGGCTCCGGCTCTTCCTCTCTCTTTCTGCTACCCTTCGGTCCCTCCGGTCCGGTCCCTACGGCTACGGCTCTGGCTTAAAATTTTAGACCGAAGGGGTCTAGCTAAAATTTTAAACCGAAGGGGCTCGATGGACCCTATATGGCCGGGGTGGCCATCGAACCCTCCCTTCTTCCAAGCAGGCCTCTTCCCTACCCTACGGCTCTCTCTATGTTTTTCCCCCTCGTTGGCCTCCTTCTTTCCTTGTTTTTTCCATTAAAACTAAGTATAGACCGAAGGGGTCTAGCTATACTTAGTTTTAATGGAAAAAACAAGGACAGGGGGGCCAACGAGCCCCTAAAACTTAGTTTAGCTAGACCCCTTCGGTCTAAACTTAGTTTTAAGCCGGAGGGAGCGAAGTGTAAGAGGAAAACATAGACGGTCCGAACCGGAGGGAACGAAGTGGTAGAGGAGCCGGAGCCGGAGGTACCGGAGGGGGTAGAGGGAAGGAAGGGCCGGGGCTCGATGGCCGCCCTTCTTCCGGCCATATAGGGGGTGGCCATCGAACCCTTTCTCCACCCCTCCGGTTTAAAATTTTAGCTAGACCCCTTCGGTCTAAACTTAGGTTTAAGCCGGAGGGGTGGAGAAAACATAGAGAGAGCCGTAGGGTAGGGGTGGAGAAAACATAGCCGGACCGAACCGGAGGGAACGAAGTGGTAGAGGTGCCGGCGCCGTAGCCGTAGGGACCGGACCGGAGGGACCGAAGGGTAGCAGAAAGAGAGAGGAAGAGCGGGAGCCTAGGGAAGGAGGGAGGGAAGGAAGGGTCGGGGGCCCCAGCCCATACTATGGGCTGGGGCCCCAACCCCCGACCGCCCTTCTTCCAAGCAGGCCTCTCCTATGTTTTTCCCCCTCGTTGGCCGGGGGCGGCCAACGAGCCCCTTAAAACTAAGTTTAGCTAGACCCCTTCGGTCTAAACTTAGTTTTAAGGGGCTCGTTGGCCGCCCCCGGCCAACGAGGGGGAAAAACATAGGAAGAGGGGGTGGCCTACGAACCCTTGGTTTTTCCCATTAAAACTAAGTTTAGACCGAAGGGGTCTAGCTAAACTTAGTTTTAATGGGAAAAACCAAGCCGGACCGAACCGAACCGGAGGGAAGGAGAGGAGAGCCGGAGGGTAGAAGGAAGGGCTCGGGGGCCCCAGCCCCAAGTATGGGCTGGGGCCCCCGACCGCCCTTCTTCCGGCCTACGAGGGGGGGGGGGGAAGCGGAGCAGAAGAAGAGAAAAACCTTCGTTTCTTATAAGTAAGTAAGAAGGGCAGCTCTTCCTGCATCCGGATGCTGCTGACTAGGAACCTAATAAGAATTTCCCGGATTGTTTGGAAGGGCGTAAGTTTAATATAAAAAGAGCAAAAGAAACCGAAGGGTACAGGGCCAAGTTTTTAAGGAATCCATTTTCGGTGCTCTTACTTAAAGAGTAGGATTCTTATTAAGTACGGTGCAAGAACTCCCGATAAGAGTTGTAGACCTATTCTTTTTTTCTTTCGGTACTTATAAGTAAGAAGGCTATGTGATCCCTCTTATAGGCTTATAGGTCTGTAGGTCTGTAGGATTTCTTGTAGCATTTTCGCAAGAATTCCTGCGACTTATAAGGGGAAACCGATGTACAGGGAAGTGCCTTTACTTATAAGTAAGTAAGCCCTTTCTTATAAGCCGAAGGGTACTGGCTTACTTACTTATAAGTAAGAGAGGCCTTCTGCCAGCAGAGAGTGTCGAAGTAGGCAGTTCTTACTTATTAGTTCTCCTACGGCGTAGTAAATGCTCTTATAAGGCGGTTTACGTTTAAAGCAGCCCCTCCCATTAAGAACACACACAGGGAAACCGGCAGTTCTTGAACAGCTGGTCTCGAGAGTTCAACTATAGGAGGCCTTCTTTTAAACGTAAAAGGCTTTTTCGGAGGTCGCCGCCTTAAACCGCCTCTTTTTAAGGCGCAGAAGGCCTATAGAACCCCCGACCTAGGGCTCTTCTGCAAGCATCGGCTTAGAATAACGCGACGCAGTAGCCTTCTGCGTAGTATTTCTGGGCCTCGATAAAAAAGCCCGCCTTATGCGTAGTATTTTAGACCTATAGAAAGAAGAGTTCAGAGCACCGTAGGAAACGGCTCCCACTTATAGAGGGAGCCGAAGAACCCGGTTTCCCTCTTATAAGTACTGCTGGTTTACCCACTGAAAGGGTATAGTCTCTTCCCTACCCTACGGCTCTCTCTATGTTTTCTCCCTCCCCTCTCTAGCTTCGCTCCCTACGGCTCCGGCTCCGGCTTAAAACTAAGTCCAGCCTCTACCCCTCCGGGCTCGTAGGCCGCCCTTCTGCGGCCTACGAGGCAGAAGGCGAGGAAGTTTCTCCTTCCCTCCGGCTTATAAATAAGTATAGACCGAAGGGGTCTAGCTAAACTTATTTATAAGCCGGAGGGAAGGAGAAACTTCCTAGCTCCGGCTTCGGTCTGACTAAACTTAGTTTTAAGCCGGAGCCGTAGCCGTAGGGAGCGAAGCTAGAGAGGGGAGGGAGAAAACATAGAGAGAGCCGTAGGGTAGGGAAAGGCTCGGGGGTTGGGGGCCCCAGCCCATAGTTGGGGGCCCCAGCCCATACTATGGGCTGGGGCCCCCGAGCTGGGGCTCGGGGGCCCCAGCCCATAGTATGGGCTGGGGCCCCCCGACCGCCCTTCTTTCCTTGGTTTTCTCCACCCCCTCGATGGCCTCCTTCTTTCCTTGTTTTTTCCCCTTAAACCTAAGTATAGACCGAAGGGGTCTAGCTATACTTAGTTTTAAGGGGAAAAAACAAGGAAAGAAGGAGGCCATCGAGGGGGTGGAGAAAACCAAGGACAGGCTACTTATAAGAGACTATACCCTTTCAGTGGGGAAAGAGGGGGTAAACATAGCAGCAGACGATCTTATTATTCTTAACTTTTAATTTAAACTTATTAAGGCATTTGCTTTAAAGGGAAGGAGTCTAGTGGGCTACATATAAGTAAGGTTCTTGTCGTTAGAATTCTTATTCGTTGGCCCCCCCCTGTCGCCTTCTCGAGGGTTACAGGTTAAAGGCTCCTGTACTGGCCAGTTTACCATTATGAATAATTTTAGTTAGACCGAAGGATCTGTCCCCGGCCCTTCTTCCCTCCGGCTATGTTTTCCTCTACCCCTCCGGTCCCTCCGGCTTAAACCTAAGTATAGACCGAAGGGGTCTAGCTATACTAAGGTTTAAGCCGGAGGGACCGGAGGGGTAGAGGAAAACATAGCCGGAGGGAAGAAGGGCCGCTCTTCTTCCGGCCTATCCTATGTTTTCTCCACCCCTTCGGTTTAAAACTAAGTATAGCTAGACCCCTTCGGTCTATACTTAGGTTTAAGCCGAACCGGACCGGAGGGTAGCCGGAGCCGTACCGGACCGGAGCCGTAGGGTAGGAGGGAGAGGAGACGAAGTGGTAGAGGGAACCGGAGCCGTAGGGTAGGAGGGAGGCCGGAGGGGTAGAGGAAAACATAGAGAGAGCCGTAGGGTAGGGGCTCTTCCTTGGAAAGATCCTTTTTAATGAACTATAACAAAGTTATAGTTCATTAAAAAGGATCTTTCCAAGGAGAGGCCGCCCTGTCCTTGTTTTTCTCCACCCCCTCGATGGCCGGGTGGCGGCCATATAGCCCCTCCGGTTTAAAACTAAGTATAGCTAGACCCCTTCGGTCTATACTTAGGTTAAAGCCGGAGCTCGGGGGCCCCTAGCCCCAAGTTGGGGCTAGGGGCCCCCGACCGGAGCCGTAGGGAGCGAAGCGTAAGAGGGGAGGGAGAAAAACAAGGAAAGAAGGAGGCCAACGAGGGGGTGGTCGGGGGCCCCAGCCCATACTTGGGGCTGGGTCCCCCCGAGCCTTTCCTATGTTTTTACCTTTATAATTAACTATAACTTTGTTATAGTTAATTATAAAGGTAAAAACATAGGAAGAACCCTTGTCTTTTCCATTATAAATAATTATATTTAAATATAAGTATTTATGGGCTCGTATGCCGCCCTTCTGCGGCCTACGAGGGGGGAAAGCTATGTTTTTACCATAATAATTAATTATAACTTATTAGGTTATAATTAATTATTATGGTAAAAACATAGGGTTCGATGGCCACCCCCTCGATGGCCGGGGGCGGCCATCGAGCCCCGGCCATCGAGGGGAAGAGGGGCAGGAAAGAAGCAGCCACCCTGCGGTCTTACTTATAAGTCTAACTAAACTTATTTATAATGGGAAACCGTACCGGAGGGTAGGGAGAGCTCCTTCGGGCTCTTACTTCGATGGCCACCCCCTCGTTGGCCTTCTTCGGCGGGCGGCCAACGAGCCCCCTCTTCCTATGTTTTTCCCATTATAAATAAGGTTAGTCTGACTATACTTATTTATAATGGGAAAAACATAGGGTTCGATGGCCACCCCCTCGATGGCCGGGGGCGGCCATCGAGCCCCGGCCATCGAGGGGAGAGGCCGAGGGTGGCCATCGAGGGGAAAGGCTCGGGGCCCCAGCCCCAAGTATGGGCTGGGGCCCCCCCGACCGCCCTTCTGCGGCTTCTTCTACGAGGGGCAGCAGAAGAAGAGCCCCTTCGGTTACCTTATAATTTTAGTCTAACTAAAATTATAAGGTAAACCGAACCAAGGCTTAAAGGAGGGGCGGAACGAAGTGGTAGAGGGAGCGGAGCAGAAGAAAGGCCCGGGGGGGGGGCCCCAGCCCATACTTGGGGCTGGGGCCCCCGAGCCCAAGCCCCAAGTATGGGCAGGGGCCCCCGACCGCCCTTCTGCCTCTCTGTAGGTTTTTCCCATTATAATTAACTATAACTAAGTTATACTTAATTATAATGGAAAAAACAAGGATAGGCCTGTAGCTTGGTTTTTCCCATTATAATTAATTATATTTAAATATAATAAAATATAATGGGAAAAACCAAGCTACAGGCCTACGATGGTAAAAACCAAGGACATAAATAAGTACAGCTCCCTCCCTACCCTACGGTCCTCTCCCCTCGTAGAAGCAGCCGTGGCGGTCGTGGGCCCCAGCCCATACTTGGGGCTGGGGTTGGGGGCCCCTGCCCCAACTTGGGGCAGGGGCCCGTCCTTGGTTTTCCTCTACCCCTCCGGTCCCTCCGGCTTAAAACTAAGTATAGCTAGACCCCTTCGGTCTATACTTAGTTTTAAGCCGGAGCCGGAGGGAACGAAGTGGTAGAGCCGGAGGGAAGGAGGAAAACCAAGGAAGAGCCCTTCCTTCTCTCCTACCCTCCGGTCCGGCTTCCCTTCGGTCCGGCTTGGAAAGATCCATTAAAATGAACTATAACTTTGTTATAGTTCATTTTAATGGATCTTTCCCTACCCTACGGCTCTCTCTTAGATAAGGTTTTCCCCTAATAATTAACTATAACAAAGTTATAGTTAATTATTAGGGGAAAAACATAGGAGAGGCTCGGGGGGCCCCAGCCCCAAGTATGGGCTGGGGCCCCCCGACCGCAGAAGGGCGGCCTACGAGCCCAAGGAAGAGCCCAACGGCTACGGCTCCGACTCCGGCTTCGGTCTGACTAAAATTATAAGGGAAACCTAACCAAGGCTTAAAGGAGGGGCGGTAGGTGGAGCGGTTCTTGCAGAAGAAGGGAAAAACCAAGGAAAGAAGGTCTGCTGCTATGTTTTTCCCATTTAAACGGATTATATTTGAATATAATCCGTTTAAATTGGGCTCTTCCTCCGCTTTCCCCTCTATGTAGGTTTTCCCCTCTACCACTTCGTTCCGCTCGGGGGGCCCCTGCCCCAACTTGGGGCTGGGGCCCCCGAGCCCCCGACCCCTCCGGCTACGGCTCCCCTCTTACGCTCTGCTACCCTTCGGTCCCTACGGCTCCGGTTCCTTCCTTCTCTCCTACCCTTCGGTCCGGCTACCCTTCGGTCCGGCTACCCTTCGGTCCAGCTACGGCTCCGGCCTCTAACGCTTCGCTCCGCCCCTCCGGCCTTGGTGAGGTTTTTTAGCTAGACCCCTTCGGTCTAAACTTATTTATACGGGAAAAACCTACAGAGAGGGGAAAGCGGAGGAAGAGGGTAAAAACCAAGGACGGACTTATTTATAATGGGAAAAGGAACCGAAGGAACCGGAGCTCGGGGGCCCCAGCCCCAAGTTGGGGCTGGGGCCCCCGACCGGAGGGAAGGAGGGAGGAAAACCTCCTTTTAAAGGGGGTCCGCTCTTATTTGTTTGTTTGTTTGTTTGTTTGTTTGTTTGTTTGTTTGTTTGTTTGTTTGTTTGTTTGTTTGTTAGGTCTTAATGCTTTAAAGGCTATAACGGGCCTTAAAGAGGAATTTTACCATTATAATTTTAGTTAGACTTACTTACTTAGCGAAGCGTACTGGCTTACTTACTTATAAGACCGCAGGGTGTTGTTGCTGCTTCTTTCACTAATAGGTTTATACCCCGCCCATTATAATTAACTATAACTTATTAAGTTATAGTTAATTATAATGGGCAGGGTATAAACCTATTAGGTCCCCTTCTGCGGAGGGTTTTAGGAGGGAAAGAGCTAGACTTATTTATAATGGTAAAATCCTTCTTTAAGGCTCGTTCCGGTTTCCCATTAAGACCTAACAAACAAATAAGAGGGGACCGCCTTTAAAAGGAGGTTTTTCCTATTAGAACGGATTATATTCAAATATAATCCGTTCTAATAGGAAAAAACAAGGAAAGCAGTTCCTATTAGGGCGTTCAAATCTGCTCTTCATGCTCCTCTTCTTGCTCTTAACTCTTTATAATCAAGCCTACGTAGAAAGAGAACTCCTAATAAGTGGTGGTTTTGGAATGTTACCAGTGCAGTTCTCTCAAACACAAGACCGAAGGGTGCTCTTTGGCTTACTTACTTACTTACTTACTTACTTATAAGAGAAACAAATCTAAGATACCGGTTTTATTCTTGTTCTTGCAAGAACTCCCCTCGTGGCTGCTTCGCTGGGCCTACGAGCCTGAAGGAAGCCCCCTTTAAGCTACTTATAAGAGACTCTACCCTTTCAGTAGGGGTTCGCTCGTACTAGCCGGGGGTTCTTGGCTGATGAGGTCGTTCTTTCTCCACCCCCGGCCCCTCTTCCCCTCGATGAAGCAGCCGGGGCTCGATGTCCGCCCCTTCTGCGGTCGGGGGCCCCAAGGCTGGGGCCCCCGACCGCAGAAGGGGCGGCCATCGAGGGGGTGGAGAAAACATAGCCGGACCGGACCGGAGGGAAGCCGGAGCCGTAGGGTAGGAGGAAGGCCGGAGCCGGAGCCGTAGCCGTAGGGACCGAAGGGTAGCAGAGCGTAAGAGCCGGAGCCGAAGCCGTAGGGAGCGAAGCGTAAGAGGGGAGGGAGGGGAGGGAGAGCCGGACCGGACTCGGGGGCCCCAGCCCCAAGTTGGGGCTGGGGCCCCCGACCGGAGGGAACGAAGTGGTAGAGGAGCCGGACCGGACCGGAGGGTAGCCGGAGCCGTAGGGTAGGAGGAAGGCCGGACCGAAGGGTAGCCGGAGGGTAGAAGGAAGGAAGGAAGGGCCGCAGAAGGGCTCGATGGCCGCCCCTTCTGCGGCCTCTCCTATGTTTTTACCCTTATAATTAACTATAACAAAGTTATAGTTAATTATAAGGGTAAAAACATAGGAGAGGCCGCAGAAGGGGCGGCCATCGAGCCCCGGACTCCTTCTTTCCTTGTTTTTTCCATTAAAACTAAGTATAGACCGAAGGGGTCTAGCTATACTTAGTTTTAATGGGGCCCCTAGACCGAAGGCGGCCCCGCCCAGACTTGGGGCTAGGGGCCAAAAAACAAGGACAGGGCGGCCATCGAGCCCCTTCGATGGCTCGGGGGCCCCAGCCCATAGTATGGGCGGGGCCCCCGACCCCTCGCTGAAGCAGGTGGCCATCGAACCCAGCAGAAGGGGCTCGATGGCCGCCCCCGGCCATCGAGGGGCCATCGAACCCCCGGGTTCGATGGCCCCTCGATGGCCGCAGAAGGGGCCCCCGAGCGTCCATAGAGCCCCGGCTGCTTAATCGAGGGGCCATCGAGGGGAAGAGCCTGCTTCTACGAGGGGAAAGAAGGAGGGATAATTTTTACCATTATAAATAAGTCCGCTTAAAGAAGGTGGAACCTTCGGTCTAACTAAACTTATTTATAATGGTAAAAATTACTAGCCCCTCTAGGGCTTTAAGAAGAAGGACGGTCCTAATAAGACCAAGAACCGCCTTTGCTACTCTTAATAAACAAAAAACGAAGGGTACAGGAAAAAAAAACAAACAAACAACCAAACCGAAGGGTACAGGCAACATACCAAACAACATACCAAACAACATACCAAACAAACTTATAAACAAACTTATAAACAAACTTATAAACAAACTTATAAACAAATAAGAGACCCTTCTGCGGGGGTTATTGAACCTCTTATCTATCTCCTTTTAGGAACAGGCCTACTCTTAACAAACAAGAGTCCCCCTTTCCTCTCTTTCCTCTTATCTATCTTATAGTGCCTTGCTTCAAGAACTCCCGCAAACTTATAAACAAACCGAAGGGTACAGGCAAACCGAAGGGTACAGGCAAATCGAAGGGTACAGGCAACTAAGAGGAAACCCCCTCTTACTTATAATTGGAAGGGTAATGTCGGTCCTTCGGCCTTTTATTTTAAAGGGCCCCACTCTTATGTTTGGCAGTAGGCCGAAAGTCAAGCCGTTCGGGAAACAACCGCGTTTCTTATGTTTTTGGTTTAAGGCCTTTAAAAAAGTAAACTCCAAGAACTACCCTTCTTACTTACTTATAAGAGAAGAGGGCGGCTTTCGCCTTAAACCGTATTGCTACTCTTAAAAAAAAACAAGAGGAAACCCCCTTCCTTATAAGAAGCTGGGTCGCCCTCCTACGGTCCCTTTTCGGAGCAGAAGGGAAACCGGTCCCTTTTAGGGAACAAGCGGTCGGGGAACCGCAAGAACCGCCGGGTACTTATAAGTAAGTAGGCCCCCTTCTTACTCTCGAGCAAGTCTACGGGATACCTATTCTTCCTTATAAGAAGGCGGCTTTCTTTCCTCCGCTCCCTCTACCACTTCGTTCCGCTCGGGGGCTCGGGGGCCCCCAGCCCCAAGTATGGGCAGGGGCCCCCAACCCCAGCCCCAAGTATGGGCTGGGGTTGGGGGCCCCTGCCCATACTTGGGGCAGGGGCCCCCGAGCCCCCGACCCCTCCTTTAAGCCTTGGTAAGGTTTCCCATTATAATTAACTATAACCTAATAAGTTATAGTTAATTATAATGGGCTAGGAATTTTTACCATTATAAATAAGTATAGCTAGACCCCTTCGGTCTATACTTATTTATAATGGTAAAAATTCTCCCTTCGGACCCCTCGATGGCCCCTCGATGGCCACCCCGGCCATCGAGGGGCCATCGAGGGGAAAGCCTTCTGCCTCGTAGAAGCAGGCGGTCGGGGGCTCGGGGGCCCCTGCCCCAAGTTGGGGCAGGGGCCCCCAACCCCAGCCCATACTTGGGGCTGGGGCTCGGGGGGCTCGGGGGCCCCTGCCCCAAGTTGGGGCAGGGGCCCCCAACCCCAGCCCCAAGTATGGGCTGGGGTTGGGGGCCCCTGCCCCAACTTGGGGCAGGGGCCCCCGAGCCCCCGAGCCCTTCCTTCTACCCTCCGGCTCTCCCCTCTACCACTTCGTTCCCTACGGCTTCGGTTCGGTCCGGCTTGGTTTTTCGGCCCCTAGCCCCAAGTCTGGGCGGGGCCGCCTTCGGTCTAGGGGCCCCGTTAAAACTAAGTATAGACCGAAGGGGTCTAGCTATACTTAGTTTTAAGCCGGAGGGACCGGAGGGGTAGAAGGAAGAGCCCGGAGGGAAAGCGGTGCTTGGACAGCCGGATTGCTACTCTTAACAAACAAACCGAAGGGTACAGGCAAACAACATACCAAACATAATAAGAGTCCCCTCTTATAAGTAAGTAAGCCAGTACCCTTCTTCTGCGAAGAAGTAGACTCCTTTGTTTGTAGCAGTACTTTCTTCGGCTCTTTCCTTTCAGTAAGGACTGAAAGGAGGGCCTCAAAAACTTATAAGGATTTCTTCTAATTTCTTCTAAAGTGGTAAAAAGTATACCTAAAAACATCCTAAGAAGTACTTAAGGGGCATTAAAGTAAGGGGTAAAGGGGATGAAAAAAAGGAAGGAAACAAGTTACCGAAGAAAGGAAAGTCTGGAATGTTTCCCGGGGATTGGTATAGGAGGGTAAATAGAAGAGTTTGGCCTTCCTTTAAGTGTAAAAATGAATAGAGATGAAGGACCCTTTTCTCTGGAAAGAGAAAGAAAAATAGAAAGAAGGGTGTTCCAAATGGTGTTCCAAAAGAGTTTAAACTAGGAAAGTTAAAAATGGAAATGGAGAATTCTTTAAAATTTTGTAGATTTAAGGGCTCTTATAAGTAAGTAAGTAAGTAAGTAAGTAAGTAATTAAGGTTAGAGCTGCTCCTACTTAGACTTACCGCATAAAGGGTGTTCCCCTCTTATTAAGTTTAAGAGTCGGATCTCATCAGCCGCGCCCCCGGACGAAGGATACGAGTAAGAAGGGCGGACCTAATAAGAGCAAGAACAACCGCCCCAACCAAGAAGAAGAGGGTGTAAACCGGGTGTTCCACCGGTGCGGAGCAACCGGCTGCTCTTCGGCTTAAACGCCTTTAAACGTTTAAGCCGTTCCTTAAATAAAGGTGCGGAAACCGTTCCTTAAACGCCGGTGCGTTTAAAGCGACCGGTCGCTCCGCACCGGCTGCTGGTTCGCCGAAGGAGCTGCGGTTTCAGAACCCGCTCCTGCTCTTTCACCCTGTTCCAACCTTTACTTATAAGTAAGGGAGGTTTGACCTGTTCGTACTTCTTAGGGCTATGGGTGCGGGAAACCCCTCCATTTATGGAGGAGGCTCTTATTCATTTAATTAAGAAGTAAGGTTAACTCTATCTTATCTTATCTTATCTTATCTTATTAAGAGTAGGCCGAAAGCCGTTCAAGAACTCCAAGCAGAAGCGTCTGCCTAAAAACATTCGGTGCTCTTAAAGGAAGGCCTGTGGTAAGAGAAGGCCGAAGCAGCCCTTCTTCCTTATAAGAGCTATAAAAGGGACGGTTCTTACTTACTTATAAGACGGTTTGGCTGCTTCGCCCGTTCCTTTGACTTCTAACTTATAGCAGGAGTTCTTTCCAAGAACTGGGTGTTCTTATAAGGCCATAGAAGGCTATAAGAGGTAAAATAGCTTATAAGCCCTTCCATCTAGAACTCTTAGGAAGTAGGCCCTTCCCCGAAAGGCCTGGACCGCTTTCTTTTAAGAAGAGGGATCTCATAATCTTCTTACTTACTTATAAGAGGAAATCTAAGCCTTCTCTGGTGCTGTTTAAGGCCTTTGCAACCAGAACCCGCGAGGGTATAAGAGGTAGAATCGGCTCTTACTTACCCAGAATAGGGCCATTTAAGAATTTGGGCTTTTTTGTTTGTAAGTCGGAAACCAGCATTGTTAAAGAGCTACGACAGACGACTCTATAGATAGTGGGGCTCCTGTTCCGAAGAGCCGCCATAGAAGGTCTAATTCTCTTACAAATGTAAGAAAGAAGAAAATAAAACATTAAATGGGCTGTTATAAGGAAGCCAGTACGCTTCGCTAAGTAAGTAAGAGAGTAAGTAAGAGAGTAAGAGAGTAAGTAAGAGAGTAAGTAAGCCAGTAAATCGGCTTATAAGTACTAGCCCTTCTGCGTAAATCTTCTTACTTTCTGATATGTGCAAGAACTGTGCATTTCGGAGGCTCTTAACTCTCCTAGCCCTTTAAGCCCTAATAAGAGCCGGACCGGAGGGTAGGAGAGGAGAGACCAGGATTCTTTTTGTGGTATCAGTTAAAGAAAAGAACAGCTTTATAAGAGGAGCACATATAAGGAAGAACTATTAGAACGCCTCCCGGCTGCAGGAATCGCTGCAAGAACTCCTTCGGGTTCGATGGCTCGGGGGCCCCAGCCCATAGTATGGGCTGGGGCTCGTGGGCCCCAGCCCATAGTATGGGCTGGGGCCCCCGACCACCCCCTCGTTGGCCTCCTTCTTTCCTTGTTTTTCCTCTACCCCTCCGGCCTCCCTCCTACCCTACGGCTCCGGTTCCCTCTACCACTTCGTTCCCTACGGCTCCGGCTACCCTCCGGTCCGGTCCGGCTTAAACCTAAGTATAGACCGAAGGGGTCTAGCTATACTTAGTTTTAAACCGGAGGGGCTCTTCCTTGGTTTTTCCCCTTAAACCTAAGTATAGTCTGACTATACTTAGGTTTAAGGGGAAAAACCAAGGAGAGGCCGCCCCCGGCCATCGAGGGGGCGGAGAAAAACAAGGACAGGGCGGGTTCGATGGCCACCCCGGCCATCGAGGGGCCAACGAGCCCCTACCCTACGGCTCTCTCTATGTTTTTCCCATTATAATTAACTATAACTTTGTTATAGTTAATTATAAGCCGGAGCCGTAGGGACCGAAGGGTAGCAGAGCGTAAGAGGGGAGAAAACATAGGAAGAGGGGTGGGTTCGATGGCCACCCCGGCCATCGAGGGGCTCGGGGGCCCCAGCCCCAAGTATGGGCTGGGGCCCCCGACCATCGAAACGTCGGGTTTTAGTTTTAAGAAATTTATACCCCCTCGTTGGGTTCAAAGGCCACCCCCTCGATGGCCGGAAGAAGGGCGGCCATCGAGCCCCGGCTTCTTCAACGAGGGGCTCGGGGGCCCCCAGCCCCAAGGCTGGGGCCCCCAACCTCCTTCTTTCCTTGTTTTTTCCATTAAAACTAAGTATAGCTAGACCCCTTTGGTCTATACTTAGTTTTAATGGAAAAAACAAGGACAGGGCGGCCAACGAGCTCGGGGGCTCGGGGGCCCCCAGCCCCAAGTATGGGCAGGGGCCCCCAACCCCAGCCCCAAGTATGGGCTGGGGCTCGGGGGCCCCCAGCCCCAAGTATGGGCTGGGGGGCCCCCAACCCCCGACCCCTATAAAAATTGATTAAAGAAGGTATAGGGAGTTTTCCCTACGTCGGGTGTTTAGTTTTAAGAAATTTATACCCCTATAAAAAGTGATTAGAAAAGGTATAGGGAGGTTTTCATACGTCGGGTTTTAGTTTTAAGAAATTTATACCCCTATAAAAAGTAAGTAAAAAAGGTATAGGAGGTTTAACATACGTCGGGTTTTATTTTTAAGAAATTTATACCCCTATAAAAAGTATTTAGAAAAGGTATAGGAGGGTTTCCCTACCCTACGGCTCTTTCTTAGGTAAGTTTTCCTCACCCCTCCGGGCTCTTCCTTTCCCTCCCTCCTACCCTACGGCTCCGGCTCTACCACTTCGTCTCCTCTCCCTCCTACCCTACGGCTCCGGTCCGGTACGGCTCCGGCTCCCTCCTTCCCTACGGCTCCGGCTCTTACGCTCTGCTACCCTTCGGTCCCTACGGCTCCGGTCGGGGGGCCCCCAGCCCATACTATGGGCTGGGGGCCCCCGAGCCCCAGCCTTGGGGCTGGGGTTGGGGGCCCCTGCCCCAACTATGGGCTGGGGGCCCCCGAGCCCCCGAGCTCCGGCTTAAAACTAAGTATAGCTAGACCCCTTCGGTCTATACTTAGTTTTAACGGGGCCCCTAGACCGAAGGCGGCCCCGCCCAGACTTGGGGCTAGGGGTTGGGGGCCCCTGCCCCAACTTGGGGCTAGGGGCCCCCGAGCCCCCGAGGAAAAACATAGCCGGACCGAAGGGTAGCCGGACCGAAGGGTAGCCGGAGCCGTACCGAAGCCGGAGGGTAGGAGGGAGCCGAAGGGTAGCAGAGCGTAAGAGGGAAGGAAGGAAGGGCTTGGGGGTCGGGGGCCCCAGCCCCCGACCTCCTTCTTTCCTTGTTTTTCTCCACCCCTCCGGTTTAAACCTAAGTATAGCTAGACCCCTTCGGTCTATACTTAGGTTTAAGGGAAAAAACAAGGACAGGGTCGGGGGGCCCCAGCCTTGGGGCTGGCCCCCCCCCGACCGAAGGGTAGCAGAGCTAGAGAGAGGGCGAAGCGTAAGAGCCGGAGCCGTAGCCGTAGGGAGGGAGCCGTAGGGTAGGAGGGAGGGGAAGGAGGCTTGGGGGCTCGGGGGCCCCCAGCCCATAGTTGGGGCAGGGGCCCCCAACCCCAGCCCCAAGGCTGGGGCTCGGGGGCCCCCAGCCCATAGTATGGGCTGGGGGCCCCCAACCCCCGACCGCCGTAGGGGATAGGGGCCCATAGTGAAGCGTAAGGGAGCCGCAGAAGAGCCGTAGGGAGCGAAGCGTAAAGGAGGGAGGGAGAAAATAGCTCCGGCTTAAAACTAAGTATAGACTGATCAGTCTATACTTAGTTTAAACGGGAAAAACCAAGCCGGACCTTACCGAAGCCGAAGCCGTAGCCGTAGGGACCGAAGGGTAGCAGAGCGGAAGAGCCGGACCGGAGGGAAGGAACCGAAGGGTAGGAGCCGTAGGGGAGGGGAGAGCCGGACCGGACCGAACCGGAGCCGGACCGGAGGGTAGCCGGAGGGAAGAAGGAAGGGACCGTAGGGTAGAGCCGGAGCCGTAGGGAACGAAGTGGTAGAGGGAAGGCCGGACCGGACCGAACCGGACCGGAGGGAAGCCGGAGCCGTAGGGACCGGAGGGAAAGAGGGAAGGCCGGAGCCGTAGGGAACGAAGTGGTAGAGGGAAGGCCGGAGCCGTAGGGACCGAAGGGTAGCAGAGCTAGAGAGGGAAGGCCGGAGGGTAGAAGGCCGGAGGGTAGAAGGCCGGACCGGAGGGAACGAAGTGGTAGAGGAGCCGGACCGGACTCGGGGGCCCCAGCCCCAAGGCTGGGGCTCTTCCTTGGTTTTCCTCTACCCCTCCGGCTCCCTTCCTCCTACCCTCCGGCTCCGGCTACCCTCCGGTCCGGTCCGGCTTAAAACTAAGTATAGACCGAAGGGGTATAGCTATACTTAGTTTTAAGCCGGACCGGAGGGTAGCCGGAGCAGGAGGGTAGGAGGAAGGGAGCCGGAGGGGTAGAGGAAAACCAAGAACGGGCTTGGGGGCCCCTGCCCCAAGTATGGGCTGGGGGCCCCCGACCCCCAGCCCCAAGTATGGGCTGGGGGCCCCCAACCCCCAACCGGAGGGAACGAAGTGGTAGAGGAGCCGGAGGGTAGAAGGAAGGAAGGGCTCTTCCTTTCCTCTACCCCTCCGGCCTCCCTCCTACCCTACGGCTCCGGTTCCCTCTACCACTTCGTTCCCTACGGCTCCGGCTACCCTCCGGTCCGGTCCGGCTTAAAACTAAGTATAGACCGAAGGGGTCTAGCTATACTTAGTTTTAAGCCGGAGGGGAGGAGAAAAACAAGAACGGGCTTGGGGGGCCCCTGCCCAAGTTGGGGCAGGGGCCCCAACCCCAGCCCCAAGTATGGGCTGGGGCCCCCGAGCCTCTCCTTGGTTTTCCTCTACCCCTCCGGCCTCCCTCCTACCCTACGGCTCCGGTTCCCTCTACCACTTCGTTCCCTCCGGCTCCGGCTACCCTCCGGTCCGGTCCGGCTTAAAACTAAGTATAGACCGAAGGGGTCTAGCTATACTTAGGTTTAAGGGGAAAAAATAAGGAAGAGCCCAAGGAAGAGCCTGCTTCAGCGAGGGGAAAGAAGGAGGTAGGGGGGCCCCAGCCTTGGGGCCCCCGAGCTTCTCCTTTTACCTTAAAGGCTCTTAAATGCATAAAAGTGCTCTGCTTAGCCGGTCTAAAGAACTGGTCTCATAAGCCAGAAATCGTTGATCTGCTACGCTGCCAATAGCACTTATTTATAAATAAAACATACATGCTCGAAGGCCTAAGGGGACCATTCAATATCGTTTATAACTTATAAATGTAATGTTTATCTAAACGTCTAACTCTATGATAGAAATAATAAAGCTACATAAATACTATAAATTATAGGAATAGTGTAACAAACCAAAAACATAAACTTATATATATGTGTTTTATGAAATCTAGAAAACATAAAAACTATAAATAAGAAAGGTAAAACCCTCTTTTATCTTTTTAACTAGAAAACATAGATAAATTATTCTTTCTAATTGTAAGCGGTCCATTTCGAAGGCAGCCGGTTCGTTGGCTCAGCGATTCCTGCAGAAGAACCCCTTCGTTGGGTTCGATGGCTCTTTTAAAAGAAGCAGCCCCTTCTCTTCCTACTTTAACTTTACTGCCTTCCTTTGGGGGGCACTGAAAGAGTCGAGTCTCTTATAAGTAGCCGCCCCTTCGATGCAGCAGCCAGGGGTGGCTTCTTCTTCGAACCCGCCGAAGGAGGGTTCGATGGCTCGGGGGCCCCAGCCCATAGGCTGGGGCTCTTCCTTGGTTTTCCTCTACCCCTCCGGCTCCCTTCCTCCTTCCCTCCGGCTCCGGCTACCCTCCGGTCCGGTCCGGCTTAAAACTAAGTATAGACCGAAGGGGTTTAGCTATACTTAGTTTTAAGCCGGACCGGACCGGAGGGTAGCCGGAGCCGGAGGGAAGGAGGAAGGGAGCCGGAGGGGTAGAGGAAAACCAAGGAAGAGCCCCAGCCTATGGGCTGGGGCCCCCGAGCCCTTCCTTCCCTCTTTCCCTCCGGTCCCTACGGCTCCGGCTCTCCTTCCCTCCGGTCCGGTCCGGCTATGTTTTCTCCACCCCTTCGGTTTAAAATGAACTATAACTTTGTTATAGTTCATTTTAAACCGAAGGGGTGGAGAAAACATAGGAAGAGCCCCTGCTCTTTGCTTCATCGAGGGGTCGGGGGTTGGGGGCCCCCAGCCCCAACTATGGGCTGGGGGCCCCCGAGCCCCAGCCTTGGGGCTGGGGCCCCCGAGCCATCGAAGGAAGAACCCCTCCTTTTAAAGGAAATACCTTTTTAAATAAGTTTAGACCGAAGGGGTCAAGCCTCAGCAGGACCGAAACGGGGGGGGGAGCCGGGCGGGGCGGAGCACCCGCCGGTTGCTCCGCCCCTTCGATGGCCAGCAGAAGGGGTGGCCATCGAACCCCGGAGCCGTAGGGAACGAAGTGTAAGAGGGAACCGGAGGGTAGGAGGCTCGGGGTTTGGGGGGGCCCCAGCCTTGGGGCTGGGGCCCCCCGACCGGAGGAGTAGAGGCTGGACTTATTTAGAATGGGAAAGAAACACCTATTAGGGACATAATTAACTATAACCTAATAAGTTATAGTTAATTATAATGAGTGCCGATGCTGCGTAGGAAAAACCTATAAGGAAGAACAGCAGCCGGAAGGTAGAAAAGGGAGGATTTCTTCTTATCTTATAAGTAAGTAAAGGGTGTTCCTTCCATTTCGCCTTTAAAGGGTAGAAATGTGCTCCTTAATAAGTAAAACTAAAAAATAAAAAAAAAACCTTTTGTTCTTCTTTAACAAAAGGAAAATCCGCTGTCTCTTAAAACCTATTAGTTGTCGAAGTACTTAATAAGTCTAAAAAGAACACTTTAAGGCGAAAAAAGAGTTTTCGGCTTAAAGTGTTCTTTTTAATAATAAAGAAAGCGGTAACAACTGCTTCTATTAATAGATAGATAGGAAGGAAAGGAACCCCCCCCTCGTAGGCCGGCAGAAGGGCGGCCTACGAGAAGAACCCCTAGATCTTGGAATAACTGTAAATGGAAAAAGAATCGGAAATCTTAATAAGATAAGAAATTAAGGATTCTTGTTCTAATACTTATAAGTAACCGAAGGGTAGTGGGCCAGTACGCTTCGCTAAGTAAGTAAGTAAGCCAGTACGCTTCGCTAAGTAAGTAAGAGAGTAAGAAAGTAAGAGAGTAAGAGAGTAAGAGAGTACTGCAAGCAGCAGTACTCTCTTACTCTCTTACTCTCTTACTTTCTTACTCTCTTACTTACTTATAAGAATCCTAAATAGCAAGTAAGAGGGGGAAGGGTCGGGGGCCCCAGCCCCAAGTATGGGCTGGGGCCCCCGACCCTTCCCCTCTTACTTGCTATTTAGGCGGGTTCGTTCCTTCCTTCAGAGGAAGATTTAATAGCACCTATTCGGCAGAAGAACCGGGGTTTAAGGAGCACCCGGTTGCAAGAACCGCAAGAACCCCCGGCCTCCTTCTTTCCTTGTTTTTCCTCTACCCCTCCGGTCCCTCCGGCTTAAACCTAAGTATAGACCGAAGGGGTCTAGCTATACTTAGGTTTAAGCCGGAGGGACCGGAGGGGTAGAGGAAAAACAAGGAAAGAAGGAGGCCGCAGAAGGGGTGGAGAAAACATAGGGTTCGATGGCTCGGGGGTTGGGGGTTGGGGGCCCCAGCCCATACTTGGGGCTGGGGCCCCCGAGCCCCCGCCCATACTTGGGGCTGGGGCCCCCGAGCCCATACTTGGGGCTGGGGCCCCCGAGCCCCAGCCCATACTTGGGGCTCGGGGGCCCCAGCCCCAAGTATGGGCTCGGGGGCCCCAGCCCCAAGTATGGGCTGGGGGGCCCCAGCCCCAAGTATGGGCTAGGGCCCCCAACCCCCAACCCCCGAGCCATCGAACCCGCCGGTGCTTGGAGGCTGCTTCTTATTAAGAGGGGAACAGCCTTAAAGTGCTCTTTTTAAAAAATAATAAAGAAAGCGGCTGTTCTTAATAGATATGATGGATAATGGGCGCAGTTCTTAATAAGAACCCCCTATATGTAAAACTGTAAATGGAAATGGAAAGAAAACCAGTCTTAATAAATAAGAAACTAATAAGTTTAAAAAGAGCACTTTAAGGCGAAAAAAGAGCTTTCGCCTTAAAGTGCTCTTTTTTAAAAATAATAAAGAAAGCGGCTGTTCTTAATAGATAGGATGGATGGCAGCGATTCTTCTGCTGCAGCCCCCTATATGTAAAACTGTAAATGGAAATGGAAAACCGGTGTTAGATCGCCTGGTTGTCGTCCGGTCTGCTGGTAATGTAGCTACAAGAGTTTTTAGCTTTTCTGCTAATTTTTTCATATTCTTAGAAGAAGCCCCTGGTACCTAACCTTTTAAGGTTTTTAATTTCTTCTAACCTTTCCTCTGCCCCCTCTTTCGTAGTAGGCATTGGACTTGCTAATAACTGGTGTTGGACCCGTGTAATTTTCTTTTGTAATAGGTCCCACCCGGCGGAATTAGTCTATTATTATCATCTCTAACACCATTTTCACGCTCTTCCTTCATTGTACGAGAAAGGCCTCTCCCCCTCGATGGCCGGAAGAAGGGCGGGTTCGATGGCCACCCCGGCCCTTCCTTCTACCCTCCGGCTCTCCTCTCCTTCCCTCCGGTTCGGTTCGGTCCGGCTATGTTTTTCCCATTAGAATTAACTATAACTTTGTTATAGTTAATTCTAATGGGAAAAACATAGGAAGAGGGGCCCTTCCTTCTACCCTCCGGCTCTCCTCTCCTTCCCTCCGGTTCGGTTCGGTCCGGCTTGGTTTTTCCCGTTAAAACTAAGTATAGCTAGACCCCTTCGGTCTATACTTAGTTTTAAGCCGGACCGGACCGGAGGGTAGCCGGAGCCGGAGGGAACGAAGTGGTAGAGGGAACCGGAGCCGTAGGGTAGGAGGGAGGCCGGAGGGGTAGAGGAAAGGAAGAGCCCCTGTTCTTTCTTTTGTTTTTCTTTTTTCTTTTGACCGGCAACATAACTGTTATAATGTTTAATGAATTGGTCTTTGTCAACCGTATACTGGTTTTATATAAGTAATTTATAAATTTTTCAGTTTTTTTCTGCACCAGCTTAATGACTTTTTTTGATCAAGTAAAGCTGCTACTTCCGATTCGTATAATCCTATTAAAAATAAAGCTAATTCAAGACGTATATCATTTTTCATAATTTAAAGATGGTCCGCTCTTCTGCTAACGGTTATAAATTTTACAAGAACACTTAATAATAGCTGTTCTTGTCTTAAAGCTTTTTGCTTTAATTTTTGTTTGTTTGTTTGTGTAACAATATAAAGGTATTATATACCTTTATAAAGAAAGGCTTTATAGAGAAGAACCTTTCTTTCTGTGCTTTCTTTATTTTATAAGGTAATAAATTTCTTTATTTTTTTCAACATGCATAATCTTTAAAGACATGCTCTTTCGTAAGCTATAAAGAGAAGAACTCTTAAGTAAGAGCAAAAGACAGAGTGATGTTTTTGATTATAGTTGAATAGGCTTTCCTTCCCTAATAGGTTTCCCTAATAGGTTTGGAACACCCTTCCCTAATAGGTTTTTCCTTCCTTTTCTCTCTGTAGGTTTTTACCATTCTAAATAAGTTTAGACCGAAGGGAAAGAGCCTCAGCCGTACCGAACCGGAGGATAGCCGTAGCCGTAGCCGTAGGGACTCGGGGGCTGGGGCCCCCCCCCCCGACCGAAGGGTAGCAGAGCGTAAGAGCCGGAGGGTAGGAGGGAAGGGAGCCGTAGGGGTAGAGGCTGGACTTATTTCGTTTATAATGGTAAAAACCTACAGAGAGAAAAGGAAGGGAAACCCTATTAGGGACATAATTAACGATAACTTATTAAGTTATAGTTAATTATAACGGGTGCCGCCTTCTCCTCGTAGAAGCAGCCGGGGCCTACGAGACTGAAAGGTCCAGAGCACCGCTCTCCCTCTCTGTAGGTTCTTTCCTGCCCCTCGTAGGTCGGGGGCCCCAGCCCCAACTATGGGCTGGGGCCCCCGAGCCGCAGAAGGGCGGCCTACGAGCCCAAGGAGAGGCTCGGGGGCCCCAGCCCATACTATGGGCTGGGGCTCGGGGGCCCCAGCCCATAGTATGGGCTGGGGCCCCCGACCCTTCCTTCCTCCCTCCCCTCTTACGATCTGCTACCCTTCGGTCCCTACGGCTACGTCTACGGCTCCGGCTCTCCTTTCTACCCTCCGGCTACCCTCCGGTTCGGTTCGGTCCGGCTATGTTTTCTCCACCCCTACCCTACGGCTCTCTCTATGTTTTCTCCACCCCTCCGGCTTAAACCTAAGTATAGACCGAAGGGGTCTAGCTATACTTAGTTTTAAACCGGAGGGGTGGAGAAAACATAGGAGAGGCCGGGGTGGGTTTGATGGCCACCCCGGCCATCGAACCCACCCCGGCCAGCGAGGGGAAAGAAGGGGCGGTCGGGGGCCCCAGCCTTGGGGCTGGGGCCCTTCCTTGGTTTTTCCCATTAAAATGAACTATAACTAAGTTATAGTTCCTTTTAATGGGAAAAACCAAGGAAGAGCCCTTCTTCCCTCCGGCTTGGTTTTCTCCCCTCTACCACTTCGTTCCCTACGGCTCCGGCTTAAAACTAAGTATAGACCGAAGGGGTCTAGCTATACTTAGTTTTAAACCGGAGGGGCGGAGAAAAACAAGGAAAGAAGGAGGCCATCGAAGGAAGAGCCCGGAGGGGTAGAGGCTTAGTTTAAAGCCGGAGCCGTAGCCGTAGCCGGACCGGACCGAAGCCGTAGGTAGGAGGGAGAGCCGGAGCCGTAGGGACTCGGGGGCTCGGGGGCCCCCAGCCCCAAGTTGGGGCAGGGGCCCCCCAGCCCATAGTATGGGCTGGGGCTCGGGGGCCCCCAGCCCATAGGCCCCCAACCCCCCGACCGGAGGGAAAGAGGGAAGGAACCGGAGGGTAGGAGCCGTAGCCGGAGGGGCGGAGCGAAGCGTTAGAGGCCGGAGCCGTAGGGACCGGACCGGAGGGAGCGAAGCGTAAGAGGAAGAGCCGGAGCCGTAGGGACCGAAGGGTAGCAGAGCGTAAGAGGGGAGGGAAAACATAGGAAGAGGGGCCTCTCCCCTCTTCCTATGTTTTCTCCCCTCTACCACTTCGTTCCCTACGGCTCCGGCTTAAACCTAAGTATAGTCTGACTATACTTAGTTTTAAACCGGAGGGGTGGAGAAAATATAGGAGAGGCCGGGGCTCTTCCTTGGTTTTCCTCCTTCCCTCCGGCTCTACCACTTCGTTCCCTACGGCTCCGGCTTAAAACTAAGTATAGACCGAAGGGGTCTAGCTATACTTAGTTTTAAGCCGGAGCCGTAGGGAACGAAGTGGTAGAGCCGGAGGGAAGGAGGAAAACCAAGCCGGAGGGAAAAAGGGCTCGGCCCCAGCCCCAAGGCTGGGGCTCGGGGGCCCCCCGACCGCCCTTCTTCCAAGCAGGCCTCTCCTTGGGCTCGTAGGCCGCCCTTCTGCGGCCTACAAGGGGAAAGATCCTTTTAAATGAACTATAACTTTGTTATAGTTCATTTAAAAGGATCTTTCCCCTCTTCCTATGTTTTTCCCCTTAAAACTAAGTTTAGACCGAAGGGGTCTAGCTAAACTTAGGTTTAAGGGGAAAAACATAGGAGAGGCTCGGGGGTTGGGGGCCCCAGCCTTGGGGCTGGGGGCCCCAAACCCCGACCGCCGAAGGGCGGCCTACGAGCCCAAGGAAGAGGGGGTGGCCATCGAACCCTATGTTTTTCCCATTATAATTAACTATAACTTTGTTATAGTTAATTATAATGGGAAAAACTTACCTAAGAGAGAGCCGTAGGGTAGGGGATGGGAAGAAGTAATCTTTTAAACCTAATAAGTAAATAAACAAGGAAATAAGTAAATAAACAAGGAACTAAGTAAATAAATGTCCAAACAAATAAGTAAATAAGTGTATTTATAAGTAATGCCAGGTATAAGTAAATAAGGGTACTTATAAGTAAATAAGGGGTCTTATAAGTAAATAAGGGGTCTTATAAGTAAATAAGGGTCCAACCCGCTTAAAGAAGGAGTTCATAAGGGGTAGGGGGTTGGGAGTTGGGGGCCCCCAGCCCCAAGGCTCGGGGGCCCCAGCCTTGGGGCTGGGGCCCCCAACCCCCGAGCTCGCTCTTACTTATAATTAGGCCAGGATTCTACGGGTTTCTGTGCGCCTCTTACTTTAAGAAGGGCCGCTCTCTCTCTTTCCCTCCGCTATAGCACCGTAGAGAACCCTCTACCCCAGAGCACCGTAGGAACCGGTCCCTCTACGGGAAAAAGCTCTCCCGTAGAGGGACCGGAGGGGTAGAGGGTTACCTACGGTGCTCTGGCGGAAGGAAAGAGAGAGAGAGTCTAAAAGGGAAGGGTTTAGGGGTTTTTACTTACTAAGAAGTAACTAAGAAAAATGAAGGTTCTTCTTATTAAGTTAATCGACTCGACCCTTACTTATCTATCAGTCTCCCTTTCCGTAGATAGGGAAAGAGAAGTGCTCGCCTTTAACCGAAGAGGAGTTCTTATTTTATTTATAAGAGCCGTAGCGGAGCCGGGCCTAACCGAACCGGAGCCGTAGCCGTAGCTTAAAGGACCGAAGGGTAGCTTTAAGGACCGGAGGTTTTAGGACCGGAGGGTAGCTTTAAGGAGCCGTAGGGAACGAAGTGTAAGAGCCGGACCGGAGCCGTAGCCGTCCCAGACCGGAGCCGTACCGAAGGGTAGCCGGACCGGAGGTAGCAGGAGTCGTAGCCGTCCCGGACCGGAGCCGGACCTGAGGGTAGCCGGAGCCGTAGCCGTAGCCGTACCGGAGGGAATCCGGACCGGACCGGAGCCGGACCGAAGGGTAGCCGTAGCCGTAGGGACCGGAGGGAAAGAGCCGGAGGGAAGGAGGGACCCGTAGCCGGAGGGGCGGTAGGAGGGGAGAGCCGGACCGGCCCGGACCGGACCGAAGGGAACGAAGTGGTAGAGGAGCCGGAGGGTAGAAGGCCGGAGGGTAGAAGGCCGGACCGGAGGGAACGAAGTGGTAGAGGAGCCGGACCGGACTCGGGGGGGCCCCAGCCCATACTATGGGCTGGGGCCCCCGAGCCCCAGCCCATAGTATGGGCTGGGGCTCGGGGGCCCCCAGCCCATAGTATGGGCTGGGGCCCCCAACCCCCAACCGGAGGGAACGAAGTGGTAGAGGAGCCGGAGGGTAGAAGGAAGAGACCGCCGTAGGGGAGAGGGTAGGAGCCGTAGGGTAGGGAGTCACAGGGAACCAGAGCCGTAGGGACTCGGGGGCCCCAGCCCATAGTATGGGCTGGAACCCCCCCCGACCGAAGGGTAAGAGCCGGAGGGACCGAAGGGTAAGAGGGCCGTAGCCGGAGGGGCGGTAGGAGGGAAAAAGATTAGGGACAGAAGCAGAAGAGCCTTTAAAAGTTTAAGCCGGCCTTAAAAAGGAGTTCTTGCAGCTTAAAGGTTCCGCTTCTTTCCTTTTCCCATTATAATTAACTATAACTTATTAGGTTATAGTTAATTATAATGGGAAAAGGAAAGAAGCGGGTTCGATGGTCGGGGGCCCCAGCCCATACTATGGGCTGGGGCCCCCGAGCCCCAGCCCATACTATGGGCTGGGGCCCCCGAGCCCCTCGATGGCCGGGGTGGCCATCGAACCCACCCCCTCGATGGCCTCCTTCTTTCCTTGGTTTTTCCCCTTTAACCTAAGTATAGACCGAAGGGGTCTAGCTATACTTAGGTTAAAGGGGAAAAACCAAGGAAGAGCCCCGGCTCGGGGGCCCCAGCCCATAGTATGGGCTGGGGCTCGGGGGCCCCAGCCCATAGTATGGGCTGGGGCCCCCCGACCCTTCCTTCTACCCTCCGGCCTTCTACCCTCCGGCCTTCTACCCTCCGGCTTCCCTCCGGTTCGGTTCGGTCCGGCTATGTTTTCTCCACCCCTTCGGTTTATAATTAACTATAACTTTGTTATAGTTAATTATAAACCGAAGGGGTGGAGAAAACATAGAGAGAGCCGTAGGGTAGGGAAGAGCAACCGGTTTAAGGCGAAGCAGCCGGCTGCTTCGCATTAAACCGGTTGCAAAAACCCAGAAGAACAGCAGTTCTGACACCGGTGTTCTGCGCGGAAGAGCAACCGGTTTAAGGCGAAGCAGCCGGCTGCTTCGCCTTAAACCGGTTGCTCTTCCGCGCAGAACACCGGTTCTTCTGCAAGAACTCCTTTTAAAGGCCGGCTTAAACTTTTAAAGGCGGTTTCTTCTGCGTATCAAATTTATTTCTCTTTATATGAACGTAATGATTTTTCATATTTTTTCTTTAGTACCTTTAGATTATGTTTTTCTAGTAAATAAAGTTTAGGTTGAATTTGCCACTCTACTAAAGCTTTTTTCTTTTTTCGTTGCTTATTTGAACCCTTTACCTTTGAAATTTGTCCCTTATCCCCAACGGGGTCCTTAGAGAGGGCAGATTCTAAGAGATTCGCTGTTCCTCTTGGCTGCTTCGCTGAAAAAGTAGGTACAGTTGTTGATGTGCTTTCTATAGATAAAACGGGGGTATTTGGGAAAGTATCAACCTTTGGAATATTTGTTTTACCAACAGACTCAGGGTTTTTAGTATTGGTATTTAGAGAGTCTTTAGTACCAGAATCAGAATTTAGTTGTGGTATTTTCACATTTTCAAGTTTTAAATAATCACCAGGCCATACAAACCCACCAGCTCTAGGACGATATCTCCATACTGTCCGTATTACTTGACGTTGTATTTTTTGTCTTAATTGTTTAATGCGTGGTTGTCCTTCCATGTTATTTGTGGCATTAGTTGTGTTCCGTAGAAGTGCTGCTTTTTCTGCTTTACGTTGCTGTTTACGAGAATCACGAAGAAAACGTAAAAAGTTTTGTTCTTTTACCACATCTATAATAGGTTTATTACTAGGGCGCATTTTAAAACTTACTATAGCAGCAGTAGAGTCCTTTTCTTTGGTATCAAAAACACTTAACGGTTTTGTTAAATTCTCGAGATCTACAGTATCAATGTTTGTATTACCTTTACCTAAAAATTTTAAACGTTGAGGTAATACAACTTTTGACGAATCACGTTTTAAAAGATATTTACGTTTTGGTTTTAAACGTTTTCTTAATGTAAAATCCATATCAATCGCTGGTATAAGAACTGCTGGATTGTTTATTCTTAATTTATTTAAACCTTCATTTTTAGTAATAGTTTCTTTATTTAAAAGACGTCTTTTTATATAACGTTCTCTGGGTAAACGTGAACGTTTATAAAAAACATAAATATAATGTACTGGTAATACCTGATTTAATAAAGGCCCTGATGGATACCAGACTGGTGTTCGTGGGTGTTTTTTTACACGTCGATATCTTTTTTTTAAACGTCGTGTGGTATTTTTTAAATTATACATTTTTTCCGTTTTATATAACGTATTCATTCTTTGTTTTTGATGCTGTATTGTTTGTACTAAATTTGTTTTTGAAGCTACTTCTTTTAAACGAGCGCTTTCTTCTATAATTCCCCTCGTCAGCCCCTCATTTGACACGAGGCTTTCCCCTATGTCCCCGCCTTTCCCCTGAAGGTTGCTTTCTATCCCCCTCGATTCGTAAGGTCCGGTGGGAACGGACGATTGTAGCGGCCGTCCAGGCGTGGGAAGAGTGGTTAACCATGTTTTTAAAAGACTATGACGAAATAAAAATTTACGCCAACCAATAGGTGAAAAGCCATCCATACCTAAAACAAAAAACTGATCTGGATCATACGTAGTAAAAGGTATTTGCCAATATATTGTAGTAGCTGCGTTCAAACCTTGAACTGGTGCGGCACTATATTCATTTTTATGGGTTTTTCCTAATGTCCCTGCGGTAGAAAGAAAACGGCTATTCTGTATAAGATTAGAAAAATTATTATTAGGACTATTATCTACGAAACCAGCTTCAATACGGGATAGCATCCGATTTGTTACAACAAATTTTCGTAAATTTTCATCCCAACCAGCATAAAAAGGTAATGTAGTATTGGGCGATAATAAATTGTTGTTATTAACAGTAATATCTTTCTTATTAAAAAGATTTTCATATAATTGTTTCACTGTTGTTGCAGCAAAGCCGCTTGTTACTTTAACAATTGAACTTTGTATGTTTGGAATACTCCCCTCGTTGGCCGGGGGCTCGTTGGCCTCTCTTCTTCCGGCCAACGAGGCAGAAGGGCGGCCAACGAGCCCGCCGAAGGAGGCCATCGAGGGGGATACGGTATTTTTATCTATAAAAGGTTGAGTAAGCAAAGAAGAGGTTACCATATTTATACGATTTATAGGATTTGTTTCTATATTATTTCCCGTATTAACTGTAGTATTTTCAAGACTTAAAATATGTAATAAAGGTTGTTTCCAAAAATCTTTTTCGATAAATTGCATAGAATTTTGAATATATGTTTCTTTATCTTTACTATCTAAAGTATTTAAATTATTTAGTTTTTGTTGTATTAGTTGATCTTTTTCTATTTGCCATAACGCTGCTGTTGAAGTTTGCATAGATGGTATAGAATTCGGGCTGTTTCTTTCAGATCCCCACGGCTTCGCCGTCCCTTTCCCCCTTTCCCCTCCTTCCCCATTCGGGGTGGCTTTCCTTAAGGGTACTAGCTTAGCATATATGCCCTCGGTCAGCGCATATTTCCCTTTTATCCGGGTCCTTAGAGTCTTGGTGTCTTGCCGAGTAGGACCCCTGCCATTTCGGTGAAGACCACTGAAAGTACCAGGGGAAAAAGGAACGAGCAGGCTACTACGCCCTGTAGGGGAAAGTCTGGGAGGCCTGCTACTTATAAATTTCACCATCAGCAGCCTTGCCCTAAAGGCTAAGCCGGGTTCCCTCAGCATAGCAGCCCCGAACCCCAAGTATGGGGTAGGGGCTAGTTGGCCGAAGGCATCTATGCTTGGCGGCGCGAAGCGCTGACCGAAGGCATCTATGCTCTTTTGCTTATTTCTACGGTCCGAGGCGTCGAAGGAAAAGGGTGTGCCCTTGTAGGTATTTGACAACCACCAGTTAGATATTTTATTACGTTTATATTGTTTACTTAATAAACGTAATTTACCAAAAATATAACGACGTTTTTTTCTATACTTACGTCTTTTTTGTGAATATTTTGAACGTTTTTGTTTCCAAAAACGTTGCTTTCTTTGTTTTGACGTTCGCTGTTTAAGAGGTCCAAAAGGTAAGCTTTTTTGGAACCAGTCCCTTATATCCTTTTTCTTTAGTTCTGAAGCGAGGCCGCTCGGTGTTCTTCGGAACAACTTTAAGGCGGTTGCTACGAACCGACCGTTTTCTTTCTTTTTAGATGTCTTATAAGTAAAAGTCTCGCTATTTTTGACAAACGTATTCTCCTTATATAAATTTATATTTATTTTTTCATAAAATTTTTTTGAAACCCCTGTTCTTATCCCAGGCTTCGCGTTGCTATAAACAGCTAATGGCAATTCATCTAAAGCAGTACTTTTTAGAGAGTCTAAAGTCGCTTTTCCAACGGCCCTATAGGAAGAAGAAAAGCTCTTAAAAAGACGATTCTGATATGTTTTTAATAAACGCTCAACTTTATAGAATGTGTTAACATCTTTTTTTAGATATTCCGTAAGTGTACGTTTTTTATACACACCTCTATTTCTACGTAACATACTACGTGTACGTCTATTACGTTTACGTTTTAAACCATAATTGTTCGAAAAGAAACTTTCATTTTGCATTAATATTCCTATTTTTTTGTTTTTAGTTACCAAAGAAAGAATCCTCGGAGTAGGCTCTTCCCCGCTCTTTTTACGTAAAACTATACTACTTTTTTTCTGTCGTTCTATACTCTCACTCGGCTGCATGAGCCCGAAAGGTTGTTCCGGTATTGTTAGGTCGCGGCTCGTGGCTGGTTTTTCGTTTCTTCCCTGGGAATACTCGTTAACCCCGGCAACTTCGCTGTTGGTGCCCCTTCCTCGAGCGCGCTGCTTCCCTGAGTCCCGGCCGTCCGCCCTTTTCCCCGAGTCTGCCTTCTCTTGGAACGGCCTACGAGACGTAAGGCTGCTTCGCTGACGGAGAGAAGGCGTACTATAAAAGGGCGAACGAGCCGGCCCTAGAGGGGGGTCTTCGGCGAAGGAGCCGGGTGAGGTTTTCGTATTAAGTGTTGCTACACCAATTTGAAGTTTTTCTATAGCTGTACTGGGAACAGTTACAGAAGACAAGCCCGAAGTAGGGCGGAACCGTTCTGCAACAGTAGAAAAAGTAGGATCTAAGGGAATCGTAGAAAAAACATTTAAGAATTTATTATTTCCAACTTTCTTTTTATTAAGATTTTTAAATTCTTTACGTAAACGTTTTCCAATAGAATTTTCTTTTCTTATAAGAATGTTTGACAAAGCAGCAGTACCTTCTTTCTTACGTTTTTTAGAAATTTTCCTTAGATTAGAAAAGAATTTATATACTTTTGTTTTTAATTGCCCTTTTTTAACATAATAAAAAGTCCTAAGACTATAAAAAATATCTTGTAGCTTTGTTAATTTTCGTTGGATTAGTTTTCTATTGTTAGAATACTTATTTATATTAATTAGAAAAGGTAATGTAGAGTTTTGTAATTCATTAATTATTTTTAGTTTTTGAAAACGTCGTAAATTATAAATGCCAACGCTTTTAGTTTTTACTCTAAAAAGTAAAAGTTTAGATAATTTTTTTTGTTCTATTTTTCTTTTTTGTTTTTTTAAATTATATATACCGTCATAAATTGATTTTTGTAAACCAGTTGTTAATATAGCATTATTCTTCTTAGGAGTTTTATTAATTAATCTCGTCGTTTTTAGGCTGCGCTTTCAGATGCCAGTTGCCATCTGCCTTCGGCACGGCACGGCATCTGACTGCGCTGACCTTTCCAAGGGCATCTGGCATTTGCTTTCATCTTCCCCTCCGCTATATGGGTTCGGGGAATATGAAACATTAAAGAGAGACCGTAGGGGCCCAGCTTGGTTAGGGCCACGCCCAGGGCCCGATCCCAGGGCGTAGCTGCTTTGTTGGGGGCCCGACATCTGAGTGCGTTGAGAATATGTTAAAGAAGGCGGGATAGCAGAGCCATTAGATGGTAAATTTTTAAAAGAAATCCATTGTTCTAAGCGTTTTAATTTTAAAAGGAAGTTGTTTTCAGAAGTTTGTTGACGTTTTTCACGTTTTTCAATTCTACGTGTAATAAAATGTTTAAAAGATTCTAAATTATGCTGTTTCCATTTTTTTAAATATATTATATATAAATTTTGGCTTTCAAGTTTTTCTTTCTTTTTCAAGGCTGTTCCGTTTTCCCTATTTCTACCTTTTTCCCGTAAAAAGGTAGAAATAGGTTGGCTGAAAGGGAAACCTTTTCTTAAGGGAAAAGTAGATCCATAGTTGGGGTCTAGGGCCTTGGGTTCCCCGACTGGGTACCGGTTTCCCTCTAGAGGGATTTTTGGCGAGTCTGCCGACCGAAGGAGGTTTACTGAAGGGCTATTCGAACCGGGGGGCAGACTCGGCAAGAAAACCTCGTCTTTCGGAATAGTGTCGCCTAAAATAAAAAGTCTACTCTTTTCATTAACTAACAATTGTGTTAATGTTGTATAATTATTTATATTTAAAAGTTGATTTATATAATAAGATTTAACAACATTAACTTTCTTTAGATAATCACGTAATATATTTTGTGAGATAGATAAAATATCATTAGAAGTTTCAAGAGTTAGAGTTTTAAATGGATATTTACTTTTTAAAAGTGAAAATTCCTTAGATTGGTTTATTGTAGAATTACTAGGGGGTTTAATTAATAATTCTTCATGTAAAGATTGATTAAATATTGGATTTTTAGAATTATTGGGATATTCATTATATAAAGGTTGATCAAATTTTAAAATGCTTTTTCCACCTTCTCTTACCGAACCTCTTATTGCAGGAATTGTAGGTGTTATAGCAAATAAATGGCGTATTTTTTTAAAAGTACCTGTAAATTGCTGATTATAGGCATTTGATGAAAAACTTTTTGTACTAGTACCTAAACGTGTTTTCATTGTACGATAATGTTCCATATTATTATACCAACGTAAAGTATTATAATGTTCAGATAATAAAAAACGTCTTAAATGTAATAAATTTTCTTCTTTAGGTGTTAAAAATTGGTTTTTAGGCATACGACGAATAAAATTATCAACATCTAATTTTAATAAAAAACGATTAAAGGGACTATAATACCAATGTTGTAAAACATCTTTATAGATTTGTGCTCTATAACGGCTTGCTTTTTTACTCACAACGGAATAATTGTAAGTAGGTTTTTGGAGGCGATTTTTTGCACTTATTATTTCCTTTGTTTCTTTTAAATAAGGTAATGTTGAATAAATTGATGGTGTTTCTTCTAATGTAAAAAAGGAAACAGGTGTTTTTTCTTGTTTTAAGAGTTTTTCCTTTTTTTGGTTTAATTGCTGAGCTGGTGCTATATTTGAAGTTTGATTGTCAGCACCGGTTTCGAATCTATTAAAAAAGGAAGAACCTAAAAGAGGTACACGTGGTTTTCTTGTTGTTTTACGTCGTGCTTTTCGTAAACTTGCTGTTTTTAAAGTACGTTCCAGTCGTAAAGAAGGTTTATAATGATAAAAATAACGTTTCATCATAACACGAAAATAGGGGGCATTATTTTCAATAGAAAATTTACGAGAAATACTAGGTGTATAATAACGTAATTTACGTTTAAACGCTGTATCTTTTTGTAAATAAAATTTTAAAGGATGTAATAAAAAATTATTGTTTTCTTTTTTCATACCGGCTTCTTTTTTTAAATTTTCCTTTAGGATGTTTTCCGGTGCATTTTTCATATATTTACGGCACTCGGTAGGAAGGTTTCTTATGATTCCTCCGGGAGCGTAGCAGCCTGTAGGGTCTAAGTTGGGTCAGATGCCTTCGTTCGTCGGTGCCGTTTTCCTTTTTCCACTGAAACTCCCAGGCCCCGGTATAAAGCGCAGCCAAGCCTTGCCCTCTTGCCCAGACGTATAATAGCTGCTATGGGAGCGGTGCTTTTTTAAAAGAGATTTATAACGTAATATTTGGGTTTCTTTTTTTTTGAGGTCTACCCTCTGCGTTGCATGCCTTTGCTGTGCGTCTGGGAACTCGCCATCTACTACGGGCCTTCGTTTCCCCCCTCGTTGGCCGGGGGCTCGATGGCCGCTCCCGGCCATCGAGGGGGCGGCCAACGAGCCCCTGGTCCTTTCAGTTGCTTGGTCCTTTCCGTCCTCTGGTCCTTGCAGGGGCTCGTTGGCCGCCCCCGGCCATATACGGGGCTCTTCCACGTAGGCCTTCTCTCTGGGCGACCAACGAGACGTAAGGCTGCTCTGCTGCTGGAGAAGTAAGGGTGCTGAGCTGCCGGTAGGCAGCTCAGCATCATTACGTCTAGGGGCTCGATGGCCGCCCCCGGCCATCGAGGGGGAATGCCCCCGCCCATAGACGTTAGGCTGTAGTCCTAAATAAGGTATACCTTCTTGTTTAAAAACTTCTGCTTTTTTTAGAGAAGCACCGTAAAATGGAAGTGAAACATGAGGAAGACGTGATAAATATGACATTTTTAAGCGACGATCTAATTTGCGAACAAATTTACGTAGAGTAGATTTTTCATTTCTTAATTTTTTCTTTTTTAAAATAAGGGTTCCCGACTCCGTAAACAGCTTAGTTCCACCTAAAGTTTTGGGTGCAACCCCTCCGCTCAGAAGCCCCCTATATAGCCGGGGGCGGCCATCGAGCCCCCGAGCGCCACTGAAAGTACCATCTCCGACCAGCCTCTTAGAAGGAGCTACGGGCTGCTGTGCTGATGGCTTGTTCTTTGGCCCCAAGATAAGGCCTACACGGGAAAACGGTAGGACCCCCTCGTCCCTCCTATGCGTAGCAGGCCCGTCCAGGGGGCGAGCATCTGGTCTTGTAAGAGGCTGGGGTTCTATAAAGGAAGCAGAGACTAAAGGGAAGAAAGAGCTACTACGCAAAAAGACCCTATTTGGGTGTAAGGGCGAAAAGGTATCCACTTTTGAATGGGAATCTGCTATAGGTTTTTGTAGTTTTTGTTGAAAAGATGGGTGGTATACTTGTTCAAAAAGGATTCGAAAAAATTCAATACGAGGTCCAGTATAAGACTCTAGACGAGGTTTGGCTAATTGTTTTTTAAAATTACGCATCCAAGGGCCCGGAAAAAAACGAAAGCGTACTCTATGATTTCGCAATTTTCGACGTAACCAAAAACGTTCAAACCCATAATTTAAATCTTCTATTGAAAATAAATCATAGATTCCTGTATCATATAAAGAAACATCAAATGTACGATATTTACGGATACGTCTTTTCCAACGTTCACGACGTCCATGTCGTCCTCGTGAGCGGCGTGTATTACGATCAGTGGACTTCCCGCCTAAAAAAGAAGTTTCTAACACCATTTTATCTTGTATAATGCGATCATCATTAACATAACCTATTTGATTGGTAATGGTATAATCTAAACCATAATACGGAATACTTGCAATAGCTGAGAACATAGTGAGATATAAAAAACTAAAATTTAAAAATTTATAATAAGTTGTGGTATTGATACCCTTAGAAGTTAGTTTTCCTAAAGCTAAATAAAGTTTAAAAGCCGGGTTTTCCCAAAACCAACAAGTTAAATGTAATAAACTCATAGAGCCTATAGCTATTCCTAAAATATAAGACCCATGAACAATAAAAAATTGAGAGTATGTATCTACCGAGTCTCCAAAATTTTCTAATAAAGATGTTTCAGGACTAATGGAAATATTACTAAGAAAAGGATAAATGCTGGTTTGTTCTGTCATAGCAAGTAAAAAATTTAAGAAAAACATTTTCTTTTTTTGACTGCTATTAGAAAACTGTTTTTTTTCAGTTAAAGAGGATAACTGTCCAAAATTTTGTTCATTATAGCTATCCCACATATATTTTACTAATAAAAGAAAACCTAATATGTAACGTACAATATCTAACGATAACCATGGAATTACAAAAAAACGACAACCAAATATAATACTTGCAAGCCATAATACATTTCCTGCAATTGTACCTAATCCGGATACATAACCGGCTTCTAAGCCTTGCATTACAAAACGTCGTAAAGTTATAATGTGTGCAGTACTGGTTGGTAAAAATAAAAAGAAACTATTTAAAACTCCTATTGTAAATTTTTCTAAACTGTTTACTAATGTATTTGGAGAACTCTGTAAGAAAGTGTCGGTTGAGAAACTAAAGGCATTGTGAAAAAACCCATCTAAAACCGATATTTCTGAAACCATTGCATTAGTTATATCCGGAATAAGTACTGGTATATTCCAAATAGCACCTTCCGTAAACGGGGCGCTTTTAGCAAAATTTAAAGAATCTAATATTTGTCCAATAGAATTTTTAAAAGTTAATAATAAATAAGTTATAATATTACCCAATTCTGTATAGTTCAAGTTCATTGAATCATATTCTATATATTTATGGACAACTTCTATATAATCTTTTATAGATGTAACTACGGATAAAAAAGGAATCATTATATTACCTTCATATAAGAGACTTATACATACATGTTAAGCCTCTTTTCTATTTTTCGAAAAAAAAAGTATCTATAGATAAAATGTAAACTCCTGTCTTCTATTTTTCTTTTATGCCACCAGTTGCTGCTCTTCCTTTTATCCGATTAGGTTTCTGGTTTTTTTTTACGCAACTACGTTGTCGGTTTGCTGGCTTTCCCCTCTTCCTTGGGTTTTCCCATTATAATTAACTATAACTTAGTTATAGTTAATTATAATGGGAAAACCCAAGGAAAGGCTTAAAGGGGCGGTCGGGGGGCCCCAGCCCCAACCCCCGACCATCCCCTCGATGGCCGCAGAAGGGGCGGTCGGGGGCTCGGGGCCCCCAGCCCCAAGTTGGGGCAGGGGCCCCCAGCCCCAAGTTGGGGCAGGGGCCCCCAACCCCAGCCCATACTATGGGCTGGGGTTGGGGGCCCCTGCCCCAACTTGGGGCTGGGGGCCCCCGAGCCCCCGAGCCATCGAGCCCCGTCCCTTCCTTCCCTCTACCCCTCCGGTCCCTCCGGCTCCGGCTCTACCCTACGGTCCTCTCCTCCGGTCCGGTCCGGCTAAGTTTTCTCCTCCCCTCCGGCTTATAATTAACTATAACTTTGTTATAGTTAATCATAAGCCGGAGGGGAGGAGAAAACTTACCTAAGAGAGAGCCGTAGGGTAGGGAAAGATCCATTTAAATGAACTATAACCTACTAAGTTATAGTTCATTTAAATGGATCTTTCCCGTCGTAGGTCGGGGGTTGGGGGCCCCCAGCCCATACTATGGGCTGGGGGCCCACGAGCCCCAGCCCATACTATGGGCTGGGGTTGGGGGCCCCTGCCCATACTATGGGCTGGGGGCCCCCGAGCCCCCGAGCCGCAGAAGGGCGGCCTACGAGCCCAAGCCGGAGCCGGAGGGACCGGAGGGGTAGAGGGAAGGGCTCGGGGGCCCCAGCCCATAGTATGGGCTGGGGCCCCCAACCCCCGACCTACGAGGGTAAGAGCAACCGGTTGCTCCGCACCGGCGCCCCCTCTTAATAAGCATTTAAAAATCTAAGAAGGGAGGCCTACTCTTAACAAACAAACCGTAGGAGAAAGAACAAACAAATAAGAGTTCAGAGCACCGTAGCGAATCGGCGCCCCTCTTATTAAGCATTTAAGGGGTCCGTTATAGAAGAGTGGGCACCCTCTCTGCGCCCCTTCTGCGAAGAAGAGGGGTAGGCCTTTCCCCTCGCTGGCCCCTCGACGGCCGGGGTGGCCATCGAACCCGGGGCTCGATGGCCGCCCCCGGCCATCGAGGGGGTGGCCAGCGAACCCTTGGTTTTTCCTCGGGGGCCCCTAGCCCCAAGTTGGGGCTAGGGGCCCCCGACCATTATAATTAACTATAACTTAGTTATAGTTAATTATAATGGGAAAACCAAGGAAGAGCCCCTTTGTCCTGCTCTTCGGCTATGAAACAAAAGTGCGGAGCACCCAAGCACCGGGGAACCACCCGGCTGCTTTAAACGCCGAAGAACCCCTTAGAATTTTAGGATAACTAAACTTATAAGGGGTGCTCCTTTTCCTAGACTGAAAGGTCAGCCTATTAAAATTAACTTAGATATATTTAATTCTAATGGGCTGGCATAATTCATTGGACCGAAGGGTCCTAGCTTATAAGTAGACCTTTCTTCTTGGAAGCAGGACCGTAGGGGTTCTTATAGAAGGGGTATTCTGCTGTTGTTCTTCAAAGAACGAAGGGGGCCCACCCCCGAGCTTGGGGTTGGGCCCCCTTCGGTCAGCGGGAACCAGCAGAAGAACCCCTTTCAGTCTTACTTATAAGTAAGTAGCCCTTTCAGTCTCTGCAGCAGCAGAAATCCTTCTAGAAGAACCGGTCCTGCTTCCAAGAAGAAAGGTCTACTTATAAGCTAGGACCCTTCGGTCCACTTACTTACCGAAGGGTACGGGCTTACTCTCTTACTAGCTTACCGTAGGGTACTCTCTTACTCTCTTACTAGCTTACCGTAGGGTACTCTCTTACTTAGCGAAGCGTCCTGGCCCACTACCCTTCTGTTAGCGATGCGTACTGGCCCACTACCCTTCGGTTAGCGAAGCGTCCTGGCCCACTACCCTTCGGTTAGCGACGCGTCTTGGCTTAGCGAAGCGTCCTGGCCCACTCCCCTTCGGTTAGCGAAGCGTCCTGGCTTAGCGAAGCGTCCTGGCCCACTACCCTTCGGTTAGCGAAGCGTCCTGGCTTAGCGAAGCGTCCTGGCCCACTACCCTTCGGTTAGCGAAGCGTTTCAGAGCACCGTAGGGAACCGCTTTCCCAAGCACCGGGCTCGTAGGCCGCCCCTTCGATGGCCAGGGGGTGGTCGGGGGCCCCAGCCCATACTATGGGCTGGGGCTCGGGGGGGGCCCCAGCCCATACTATGGGCTGGGGCTCGGGGGGGGCCCAGCCCATAGTATGGGCTGGGGTTGGGGGCCCCTGCCCATACTATGGGCTGGGGGCCCCCGAGCCCCCCCGAGCCATCGAACCCCCGGCTGCTTCTACGAGGCAGAAGGCTTTCCTTGTTTTTTCCCTTTTAAACGTATTATATTTGAATATAATCCGTTTAAATGGGAAAAAACAAGGGTTCGCTGGCCCCTCTTCCTATGTTTTCCTCTACCCCTCCGGCCTCTTACGCTCTGCTACCCTTCGGTCCCTCCGGTCCGGCTTAAACCTAAGTATAGACCGAAGGGGTCTAGCTATACTTAGTTTTAAACCGGAGGGGTGGAGAAAACATAGCCGGACCGGAGCCGTAGCCGTAGCCGTAGGGAACGAAGTGGTAGAGGGGAGGGAGGGAGAGAAGGGCCGGGGTGGCCATCGAACCCACCCCCTCGATGGCCTCCTCCGGCGGGTGGCCATCGAGCCCCCGGCCTCCTCCGGCGGGCGGCCATATAGCCTGCTTCAGCGAGGGGTCCGAAGGGAGAATTTTTACCATTATAAATAAGTATAGACCGAAGGGGTCTAGCTATACTTATTTATAATGGTAAAAAGATCTAGCCCATTAAAATAAACTATAACCTAGTTATAGTTTATTTTAATGGGAAACCGGAGGGAAAGAGGAGGACGGCCCACTACCCTTCGGTTAGCGAAGCGTCCTGGCTTAGCGAAGCGTACTGGCTTACTTACTTACTTACTTATAAGACTGAAAGGTCTATTTAACTTACTTATAAGACGGAACTGGGGCTTTCCTTGGTTTCATAGCCGAAGAGCAGGACAAAGGGGCTCCTTCGGGTTCGATGGCCACCCCGGCCCTTCCTCCCTCCCCTCTTACGCTCTGCTACCCTTCGGCCTCTTACGCTCTGCTATCCTTTCCCCTACGGCGGCCTCTTCCCTCCGGTCCGGTACGGCTACGGCTCCGGTCCGGCTATGTTTTCTCCACCCCTACCCTACGGCTCTTTCTATGTTTTCCTCTACCCCTCCGGTCTCGTAGGCCGACCCGGCCTTTACTATGTTTTTCCCATTATACTTAACTATAACTTTGTTATAGTTAAGTATAATGGGAAAAACATAGGAAGAGGCAGAAGGCGATTTTCCTCTTACGCTTCGCTCCCTCCGGCTTATAAATAAGTTTAGCTAGACCCCTTCGGTCTAAACTTATTTATAAGCCGGAGGGAGCGAAGCGTAAGAGGAAACTTCCTAGCTCCGGCTTAAACCTAAGTATAGACCGAAGGGGTCTAGCTATACTTAGTTTTAAACCGAAGGGGTGGAGAAAACATAGGAGAGGCCTCCTTCGGGTTCGATGGCCACCCCGAAGCAGCCCGGGGGTTCGATGGCTCGGGGGCTCTGGGGCCCCCAGCCCATAGTATGGGCTGGGGTTGGGGGCCCCAGCCCATACTATGGGCTGGGGGCCCCCGAGCCCCCGACCACCCCCTGGCCATCGAAGGGGCGGCCATATAGCCCCTTCGGTTTAAAACTAAGTTTAGCTAGACCCCTTCGGTCTAAAGGTTTAAGCCGGACTCGGGGGCTCGGGGGCCCCAGCCCAGAGTATGGGCAGGGGCCCCCAGCCCATAGTATGGGCTGGGGCTCGGGGGCCCCCATAGTATGGGCTAGGGCCCCCCCAACCGAAGGGTAGCCGGCGGGTAGAAGGGAGCCGAAGGGTAGAAGAGCGTAAGAGGAAAACATAGGAAGAGGGGCGGGCGTTATGCAGCTGTTCTTAGAAGAACAGCAGGTTTCTCCCTCTTTCCCCCTTTTAAAGGCGGAGGGCTCCTTCGGTGAGCAGACCTTAGGGCCCATAGGCTCTGGGCAGCAAAGACCAGCAGAAGAACCCCTTTCTTTCCTTTGTTTCATAGCCGAAGAGCAGCAGAAATACTCACCCCCCTCTTATTAAGCATTTAAGGGGTACGTTCTAGAAGAGTGGGCCCCCTGCTTGCTTGTAAGGAGCCCCTCTAGGTAGCAGCCTAGAGAAGGGCTCATCCTTCGGCGGTCGCAGAGAGCCACTGCCTTGTCTGGGGAGCCGCCAGCAGCAGAAATACTTCTAGCCCGTTTTACTATAGGCCGTAATAAGGGCTGGCAGAGAGCCCTTCTGCTGAGGATTCTGGTAACCAGCCCTCTCCTTCTAGAAGAGGAAAACCCGAGTTCTTGAAGAAAGGACCGAAGGGTGTTTCAACCTCCGGGGAAGCAGCGAGGGGCCCATTCTAATTAACTATAACTTATTAAGTTATAGTTAATTAGAATAGGGAAACCGGTGCGGTGCAACCGGTTGCTCCTCTCGAACACCTGGCTCCTTCGGGCTTTTCGGTAAACCGCGTCTTGCACCCCTCCTATGAAACTTACATAAGAGTAAAGGGTACTAGAAATTGAGGGCTCATTATAACTAATTCTATTTAAATAGAATTAGTTATAATGGGCTTTCTGCTGCTATCCTTTAAGGCGGCCTCCCTCCTTTAAAAGGAGCACCCATTCTAAATAAGGTTAGTTAGACCGAAGCCGGTGCAAGAACTGCTCTATGCTGTACTTACTTATAAGGGTGCAAGAACCCCACTGAAAGGGTCGAGTCTCTTATAAGTAGCCTGTCCCCTCGTAGAAGCAGGCTCTTCCTTGGGCTCGTAGGCCGCCCCGGCCTACGAGGGGAAAGATCCTTTTTAATGAACTATAACAAAGTTATAGTTCATTAAAAAGGATCTTTCCAAGCCGGAGGGTAGAAGGGCCGCTCGGGGGCCCCAGCCCATAGTATGGGCTGGTGCCCCCGACCCTGTCCTTGTTTTTCCTCTCTCTTTCTGCTACCCTTCGGCTCCCTTCCCTCTCTAGCTTCGCCTCCCTCCCTCCTACCCTACGGCTCCGGCTCCGGTACGGCTCCGGCTACCCTTCGGTTGGGGGGCCCCAGCCCCTACTATGGGGGCCCCCGAGCCCCAGCCCATAGTATGGGCTGGGGTTGGGGGCTCGGGGGCCCCTAGCCCCAAGTTGGGGCTAGGGGCCCCCAACCCCTGCCCATACTCTGGGCTGGGGCCCCCGAGCCCCCGAGTCCGGCTTAAACCTTTAGACCGAAGGAGTCTAGCTATACTTAGTTTTAAACCGGAGGGGCAGAGAAAAACAAGGAAAGAAGGAGGCCATCGAGGGGGGGTTGGCCTACGAACCCTTGGTTTTTCTCATTATAAATAATTATATTTAAGTATAATTATTTTTGGGGCTCTTCCCCCTCGATGGCCGCCACGGCCTCTCCTATGTTTTTCCCATTATAATTAACTATAACTTTGTTATAGTTAATTATAATGGGAAAAACATAGGAAGAGGGGAAGGGAAAAACCAAGGGTTCGCTGGCTCGGGGGCTCGGGGGCCCCCAGCCCATAGTATGGGCAGGGGTTGGGGGCCCCTAGCCCCAACTTGGGGCTAGGGGCCCCCGAGCCCCCAACCCCAGCCCATAGTTGGGGCTGGGGCTCGGGGGCCCCAGCCCCCAGTTTGGGCTGGCCCCCCCGACCCACCCCCTCGATGGCCGCAGAAGGGGCGGCCATCGAGCCCTTCTGCGGCCCTTCCTTCTACCCTCCGGCTCTCCTACCCTCCGGTTCGGTCCGGCTATGTTTTCCTCTCTAGCTCTGCTACCCTTCGGCTCCTCTCCTACCCTTCGGTCCGGTCCGGCTTAAAACTAAGTTTAGACCGAAGGGGTCTAGCTAAACTTAGGTTTAAGCCGGACCGGACCGGACCGAAGGGTAGGAGAGGAGCCGAAGGGTAGCAGAGCTAGAGAGGAAAACATAGGAAGAGGGGAAAGAAGGGCGGACCTAACAAGTAAGAGCCCAAAAGAGCTCTCTCTTATGTAAGTTTCATAGGAGGTTCTCTCGCCCGAAGGGAGAGGAGCCCATTTTCCCTATTAGAATAAACTCTAACTTATTAAGTTAGAGTTTATTCTAATAGGGAAAATGGGCTCCTCTCCCTTCGGGCGAGAGAACCTCCTATGAAACTTACATAAGAGTAAAGGGTAATAGAAGGAGTTCTTGGGGCTCCTATGAAAAAAAGGCAAGGGAACGGCGGTTCTTTCCTTAGTTTTTCCCATTATAATTAACTATAACTAAGTTATAGTTAATTATAATGGGAAAAACCAAGGGTTCGCTGGTCGGGGGTTGGGGGGCCCCAGCCCAGACTTGGGGCTGGGGTCGGGGGCCCCCAGCCCCAACTTGGGGCTGGGGGCCCATCCTTGGTTTTTCCCATTAAAATGAACTATAACTTAGTTATAGTTCATTTTAATGGGAAAAACCAAGGAAGAGCCCGTCCTTGGTTTTCTCCTCCCCTCCGGCTTAAAACTAAGTATAGTCAGACTATACTTAGTTTTAAGCCGGAGGGGAGGAGAAAACCAAGGAAGAGCCACCCCGGCCAGCGAGGGGACAGAAGAACACCCTTTCCTATTCTAATTCACTATAACTAAGTTATAGTGAATTAGAATAGGAAAACTGCGGTCTGCTGGACCGGTGTTCGAGAGGAGCAACCGGTTTATCCGCAGAACACCGGTTCTTCGAAGCACCCCTTTGTTTCCTAATAGGGAGCCCTTCTGCCAGAACAACGGAGCAGGGGTTCTTCTGGCAGAAGGGCTCCCTATTAGGAAACAAAGGGGTGCTCTAGGCTAGAGTCCTTATGTAAGTTTCCTATTATACTTAATATACCAATAGGTTAATTATAAAAGTAAACAAAGGAAGGAGCCTTAACTTTATTTAGAATACTTGAAAGACGAGGTTATCAACAGGTTTTTCAACCAAACGTTTTTTCTTATTTGCAAATTACTTTTAAATACAATTTAAAGTCTATTTACTTTTTTTATTATTTTTTTTTTATTATAACATTTTCGATTACTTTTAGATTTCCCCGTTGCAGCACTTCCTTTTTTTTTATGTGTTTGCTTCTAAAAAAGCTGATCTCTCTTACTTGTATACACTTAGCATCTCCTTTCGGTTATCAAAAAGAAAGAGAGGCCTTCCCCTTATAAAAGGAAGGCCTCTCTTTCTTTTTGATAACCGTAGATGTAGGTGCACTTTACAATTACCTACGGTTACTTTTGGTAAAACGTCTTTTTTTCCTCTTATGCAAGCAAGAAGGGCGGTCTTCTAATTTTAGGGCAGCGAAGAAGGGTTCTTCTTGTTTACTGTTAAGTAGTTTCGTATTATTAAGTCTAATTTTTTGGATACTTAAGTAAGTATAATACGAAACTACTTATCAGTCTTACCTTTTAAAGAAGGTTTCTTATTATTTTATATTCTAAGTCTTCCTCCCAACGATTCTAAGTAACCTTTCAGTGCTCTCCCATAGACCGAAGGTCCCCTGCTTTAAAGGTCTTCTGGCAGAAGGGCTTATGAGGGAACGGCTGTTCTGTCCTTGGTTTTCCCCCTCGATGGCCTCCTTCTTTCCTTGTTTTTTCGGCCCCTAGCCCCAAGTCTGGGCGGGGCCGCCTTCGGTCTAGGGGTTGGGGGCCCCTGCCCCAACTTGGGGCTAGGGGCCCCCGAGCCCCATTAAAACTAAGTATAGCTAGACCCCTTCGGTCTATACTTAGGTTTAATGGGGCTCGGGGGCCCCTAGCCCCAAGTTGGGGCAGGGGCCCCCAACCCCTAGACCGAAGGCGGCCCCGCCCAGACTTGGGGCTAGGGGCCGAAAAAACAAGGACAGGGCGGGTTCGATGGCCACCCCGGCCCTTCCTTCCTCCTCTCCTACGGCTCCGGCTCTCCTACCCTTCGGTCCGGTCCGGCTATGTTTTCTCCACCCCTCCGGTTTAAAACTAAGTATAGCTAGACCCCTTCGGTCTATACTTAGGTTTAAGCCGGAGGGGTGGAGAAAACATAGGAAGAGGGGCCATCGAGCCCCTCCGGTTTAAAACTAAGTATAGTCAGACTCTACTTAGGTTTAAGCCGGACTCGGGGGCTCGGGGGCCCCAGCCCAGAGTATGGGCAGGGGTTGGGGGCCCCTAGCCCCAACTTGGGGCTAGGGGCCCCCGAGCCCCCAACCCCAGCCCATAGTATGGGCTGGGGCTCGGGGGCCCCCAGCCCATACTATGGGCTGGGTGGCCCCCCCCCAACCGAAGGGTAGCCGGAGCCGTAGGGACCGGAGGGAAAGAGGGAAGGGAGCCGAAGGGTAGCAGAGCGTTAGAGGAAAAACAAGGACAGGGTCGGGGGCTGGGGGCCCCCAACCCCCGACCGGCCATCGAGCCCCTTCGATGGCCACCCCGGCCAGCGAGGAGCCATCGAGGGGAAAGAAGAACACCCTTTCCTATTCTAATTAACTATACTTAGGTATAGTTAATTAGAATAGGAAAACTGAGCACGGTCTGCTCCTTTGTTTCATAGGAGGGGTGCAAGACGAGCGCGCCTTTTAAAGGAGCCTCTTCTTGCAGAAGAGGAGCCGAAAAGGGAGCCCGCAGGGAGAGGAGCCCATTTTATAGCCGAAGAGCACCCATTATAACGAATTCTATTTGAATATAATTAGTTATGATGTGCGGGAGGGCCCTTTAGAATTCTCTTCATATTATTATTCGTTATAAAGGGCTGGGCAGCTCTACTACAGGCAGCTCTGCGCGCCCCTTAAAGGAGCCGAAAAGGGAGCTAACCCCTTTCTGCAAGAACTAGGTGCTCTTTTTAAAGAACCCCTAGAAGGGGCTCCTTCGTCCCCTTTTTAAGGCGCGCCTAAAAAAGGGGCCCCGTAGTCTGTAAGAAGGGCAGCGGTTCTTCGGCGTTTAAAGCAGCCAGCTAAACCAGCCTTTCATTCTTGAAAGGGGTTAGCTCTTCGCTTTTAACCGCAGCAGAAGAAGCCCTTCTTCCAGACCTCAGGGAGGAGATAAGCTGCTGCTTCAGACCCTCCCCCTGAGGACGAAGGACAGCAGGAGGAAGACCTTTCAGTCCTGCTGGAAAACCAAAACTGAAGATTGGAGCGGAGCAGAAGAAGAGCCGCACCTTATTAAGTCATTTGAGTCTAAAATGACTTATAAGTAAGGGCGGCAAAGCAGCTTAAAGGTGCTGCGTCTTTCCTTTTCCCATTATAATAAACTATAACTAAGTTATAGTTAATTATAATGGGAAAAGGAAAGACGCGGGTTCGATGGCTCGGGGGGGCCCCAGCCCATACTATGGGCTGTGGCCCCCGAGCCCCAGCCCATAGTATGGGCTGGGGCCCCCGACCACCCCCTCGATGGCCGGGGGTGGCCATCGAACCCTTCCTTGGTTTTTCCCATTAAAATGAACTATAACTTAGTTATAGTTCATTTTAATGGGAAAAACCAAGGAGAGGCCTCCTTCTTTCCTTGTTTTTTCCATTAAACCTAAGTATAGACCGAAGGGGTCTAGCTATACTTAGTTTTAATGGGGCTCGGGGGCCCCTAGCCCCAAGTTGGGGCAGGGGCCCCCAACCCCTAGACCGAAGGCGGCCCCGCCCAGACTTGGGGCTAGGGGCCAAAAAACAAGGACAGGGCGGCCATATAGCCCCGGCCCTTCCTTCTACCCTCCGGCTACCCTTCGGTCCGGCCTTCTACCCTCCGGCTACCCTCCGGTTCGGTCCGGCTATGTTTTCCTCCTACCCTCCGGCTCCTACCCTCCGGCTCTTACACTTCGTTCCCTACGGCTCCGGCTCCGGCTTAAAACTAAGTTTAGACCGAAGGGGTCTAGCTAAACTTAGTTTTAAGCCGGAGCCGGAGCCGTAGGGAACGAAGTGTAAGAGCCGGAGGGTAGGAGCCGGAGGGAAAGAGGAAGCGGTGCTCTGGACCTTTCAGTCTCGTAGGCCGCCCTTCTGCGGCCTACGAGGGGAAGAGGGGGAAAACCTGCAATATGATTTATGATGACTTTTCCTACCGTTCTAATAGAAATTTCTTAAAAATAAACCCCTATCCTTGCAAACCCTGCACTATTATTTATGATGACTTTTCCTACCGTTCTAATAGAAATTTCTTAAAAATAAACCCCTATCCTTGCAAACCCTGCACTATTATTTATGATGACTTTTCCTACCGTTCTAATAGAAATTTCTTAAAAATAAACCCCTATCCTTGCAAACCCTGCACTATTATTTATGATGACTTTTCCTACCGTTCTAATAGAAATTTCTTAAAAATAAACCCCTATCCTTGCAAACCCTGCACTATTATTTATGATGACTTTTCCTACCGTTCTAATAGAAATTTCTTAAAAATAAACCCCTATCCTTGCCGAGTTCCTTACCCCCGGCCTCCTTCGGGTTCGATGGCTCGGGGGCCCCCAGCCCATACTATGGGCTGGGGGCCCCCGAGCCATCGAAGGGGTGGCCATCGAACCCCCGGCCTCCTTCTTTCCCCTCGCTGGCTCGGGGGCCCCAGCCCCAAGGCTGGGGCCCCCGACCCCTCGCTGAAGCAAAGAGCAGGGGCTCGTAGGCCGCCCTTCTTCCGGCCATATAGGGGGTGGTCGGGGGCTCGGGGGCCCGTCCTTGGTTTTTCCCCTTAAACCTAAGTATAGACCGAAGGGGTCTAGCTATACTTAGGTTTAAGGGGAAAAACCAAGGACGGGCCCCCGAGCCCCCACGCGCCATCGAAGGAAGAGCCTGCTTCTTATTAAAAGGGGCAGGAAAGAAGAAAAGAGGGCTCTTCTGCTTTTAAAGGAGATTTTTCACTGTATAAGTAAATCTTCTTATAAGTAAGCCGTAGGTTCTTCTGCGAAAACGTACACTGCCAGCCCTACTGCGTGGTCCTCTCTCTGTTCGCCGTTAATGGCTCTCAGAACTGCTATAGAAGACCAGTATTCCGTGGGAAAGGTCTATCGGTAAAAATGAGGAACAGGACAGACCACAATGAGAGGACTACAATGCTACTTTATAGAACAGGTCCTCCCTTCGGTGCTCTGGACCTTTCAGTCTCTTCCCCTCGCTGAAGCAGCCGGTTCTTGCTCGAGGGCCGCCCTTCTTCCAAGCAGGCCCTTCTCTCCTTCCCTCCGGTCCGGCTATGTTTTCTCCACCCCCTCTTCCTATGTTTTTCGGCCCCTAGCCCCAAGTTGGGGCTAGGGGCCCCCAACCCTTAAACCTAAGTATAGACCGAAGGGGTCTAGCTATACTTAGTTTTAAGGGTTGGGGGCCCCTAGCCCCAACTTGGGGCTAGGGGCCGAAAAACATAGGAGAGGCCGGGGGCGGCCATCGAGCCCCTTCGGTTTAAAACTAAGTTTAGCTAGACCCCTTCGGTCTAAACTTAGGTTTAAGGGGATCGTTGGCCGGGGCTCGATGGCCGCCCCCGGCCATCGAGGGGGTGGCCTTCGAACCCAACGAGGGGGAAAAACATAGGAAGAGGGGGCTCGATGGCCGCCCTCGGCCTCTCCTATGTTTTTCGGCCCCTAGCCCCAAGTTGGGGCTAGGGGCCGAAAAACATAGGAAGAGGGGGTGGCCAGCGAACCCTTGGGTTTTCCCGTTATAATTAACTATAACTTTGTTATAGTTAATTAGAAGCCGGACCGGAGGGAAGGAGCCGGAGGGGTAGAGGAAAACCAAGGAAGAGGGGGCGAGCAATGAAAGAGGAAACGCGGCGAGTGGGATTTTTCACTGTATAAGTAAATTTTTCGTTATAAGTCCAAGAACCCGTGGATTCTAAAATAAAATAAATAAGAGAGAAGACCAGTTTAAACGCCGTGGTCCTCGATAGTTCTGGACGAGTGGTTTTCTGTCTATTGGTAAAAGAGAGAGGACCGGAGGGTCCTTTAAAGCAGGCCTGCTTGGAGTTCTTGAATAACTGGATTTATTGCTTATACCACAGGGCTTTTTCACACAATATAAGATAAGAAAGAAGAAACTATCATAAAGTAGCAGAGTTCGATGACACTGTATAAGTAAATTCCTTATTTGCTGGTCTCCGCAGAAGGGGCAGCGGTTCGGGGGCGAAACAGCAGCCCCACCGGCGCGTTCTTGTCCCGAAGTTCTATAGGATCCTAATAGGAGAGAATACCAGTTAAAATTTTAAACAGCTATAATAATAAACTCGTCTGGAAGCCACATATATAGTCTTATAGTAAGTAAGACTCCCTAGGAGGAACCCCCGGTTCTTATAAGTAAGTAAGAGACTATAGGACCTCTCTTATCTTTTAAGGAATCTTGCTCTTATAAGGAGACTTGCAGGTGTTCCTTCTCTTTAGAAGCAAGAAAATAGAACACCCCTTATTTGGAAGGAGTGCAGGTTTTCTTGCATGTTTCGTTTTTAAAAATGGAAGGGGGTTCTTTCTTTCATTTTCTTTCTTTTGCTCTTATAAGTAAGGAGACACAGGCTATAAGGATTTCTTGCTCTTTTGCTCTTTTTTAAGGAGACTCGTTCTCGAAAGATAAACTACTTTTAGCTATAAGGATTTCTTGCTCTTTTGCTCTTTTTTAATTTCTTCTCTTTATAGAATGCCAGTTCCATTTCTTCCTTCTATGTTTCCCCTTCTACTTTTTAAGGCGAAGTAAGGAGCAGTTGAACTCTTATAGCTTAGAGCAGGGAGCCTTTAAAGAACTTATTAAGAGCAATAAGGCGTTTTCCTTATAGGTAGGTAAATTTCTTATAAGATATTCTACCTCTTATAAGTAAGTAAGTAAGTAGCTTATTGCTCTATAGAAAAGGGCCTTAAAGAGAGAAATTATTAAGAGCAATAAGGGGGTTCGCTTCAAGCAGCCACTTATTGGTTGGACCTTTTCTTATAAGTAAGTAAGAAGATTCTTCAAGCAAAGCAGACCTCTTACTTATAAGTAAGTAGCTTATTGCTCTATGGAAGGAAATGCCTTAAATAAAGAACTTATTAAGAGCAATAAGGGGCTCCACTTTGTTTTTATTTTTTATTTCTAAAAGTTTTTAAGGAAGAAGGCTCTTCCTCTTAATAAGATATTCTGGCAGCGATTCTTCTGCTGCAGTTCTGAGAACCCCTCTTAATAAAAAATACCAAAGAGGAAGGAACACCCTGTTCCTAAAAAAGAAAGAAGGCATGGATTCCATTTTTGCTGTTCCTAAAAGAGCAGGGTTCGCTTATAGCAGCCTCTTAATAAGATAAGAGGGGGTTATTCGAAGCAGCCGCCTTAACCCTCTTATAAGTAAGTAACTCGTTCCTTCCTCTTATAAGTAAGTAAGTAAGTAAGTAAGTAAGTAAGTCCTTCGGGAAGAGCCGGGATTCTTATCGGAAGAGCAGCCTGTTGTATCGAAGAACACCGTAGAAAAGCTGCAGCAGTTCTTATAAGGAAATGCGCCTTAAAGATTCTACCCGATTTTAAGGAAGAGGCCTACCATAGAGCAATATGGGACTTATTTAATTTATAGGGGAAATCCTCTTACTTACTTATAAGTAAGTAACAAGTTGTCTCTATCCTCGCTTATAGTAGGAAAGGCCTCAGCGGTCTTAAGAGCAATAAGGGTTCAAAGCCACTTATAGAAGAAATCCTATTCTTATAAGATATTCTACCTCTTATTAAAAGCTTTTAAGCAGAAGACCGCTACCAACTCTTTTTTTTTTAAAGAACTTATTAAGAGCAATAAGGCGGTTTCCTTAGTGGTATAGACCGGAGGGTACTGGCCTCTTATTAAGACGTAAGAAGTTTATTTTTAAGAAGAAGAACAGGCGGTCCTCGCTTATTGCTCTTATAAGTAAGTAAGTAAGTAAGGGGACACCCCCCTCTTATAGTATTTTTCTTAATAAGAAGTTGATTTTTAAGCCGAAGAACAGGCGGTCCTCGCTGATTGCTCTTATAAGTAAGTAAGGGGACACTTTCCCCTCTTCCTATGTTTTCCCTCTACCACTTCGTTCCCTCCGGCTCCTACCCTCCGGCTCTTACACTTCGTTCCCTACGGCTCCGGTCGGGGGCCCCCATCCTTGGGGCTGGGGGCCCCCGAGCTCCGGCTTAAACCTAAGTTTAGACCGAAGGGGTCTAGCTAAACATAGGTTTAAGCCGGAGCTCGGGGGCCCCCAGCCCCAAGGATGGGGGCCCCCGACCGGAGCCGTAGGGAACGAAGTGTAAGAGCCGGAGGGTAGGAGCCGGAGGGAACGAAGTGGTAGAGGGAAAACATAGGAAGAGGGGCTCGATGGCCGCCCCTTCTGCGGCCATCGAGGGGGGAAGAACCCCTGCTATTTTACATAAACTTTTTGGTATTTACCTTTTATAAGTAAGAAGGTGATTCTGGTGGAACACCCTCTTATCTTTTTAAAAACTGGAACAGGCCTCCATTATCGGGGTTCTTGCCCACTTATTAAGAGTTCTAGATGGAAGAAGCCCGGTGGAACACCCTTTAAAAGGAGAAGAAATGTTCCCGTAGGCGGGATACAGGGGATCTTATCTTATTAAGAGTAGGCCCTTCTGCCTTAAAATACGGTAACCAGCGGAGCCCCTGTCCACGGCTTATGAGATCCGGGGCACCGGCTGATGAGATCCGTGGGCCCCTTATTTATAACTAAAAAGTTGATTACCAGATTCGATCCAGGCCTCCTTTACCACTTATCTTATCTTATTAAGAGTTCCATTTATAAGTAAAAAGGTTTAAGGAGCACCCTCGCTTCTATGAGAATAGGGAAGGAAGGCCTCCATTCCTTTAAGGCAGAAGCACTCCTAATAAGTAAGCCAGTACGCTTCGCTTTGTTATAGACCTCTTACTTACTTATAAGTAAGAAGGATATTTTAAAGGAGCACCAGCGCTTTTCTTCTCTTCGAATAGGGAAGGCCCTTATTCCTTTAAGGAATAAGGGCGCACTTATTTATTTCTTTAAGAGTTCTCTCTTACTTATAAGTAAGCCAGTGTTTCGACCCCTTCGGTAAGAAGTATATGCTGGTTTCCCTCTTATAGCTTATAGTAGGAAAATGAATAAGGAGGATAATCCTCCATCTTTGCTTAGAGCAATATGGGAGGTACAAACTTCTAATACCCTTCTGGAAGGAAGTAAGAGTTGAACTCTTATAGCTTCTAGAAGGCCACAGACTGAAAAGTGCAAGGCAATAACGAGACGTAGGGTATAGTTCTAGACCTACCTCTTATATGTAAGTTGATTCTGGCACCCTCTTGTAGCTCTTTCGGGACTCCTGCGAAAAGGGAGGGTAAAATCCTCTTATAAGTAAGTAAGCCGGTTTGCTCTAAACAGGGTGTTCTTAAAGGCGCGGTTTCCCTTTTCGACCTTCTTCTTTTGCTTCAAGCAGGCCGTTCGAAGAAGACCGGGCAACCCTTAGATAAGTAAGAGAATGATTCCTTCCTCGCTTCTTAAAGGACCTAAGGATAGAACTCCTGCAAGCAATAAGGTTTTCTAAAAGGAATCCTTATTTACTTATAAGTAAAAACACGGGTTCCAGGAACTAATAGCTTCCCCGGAAACTCCATTTCTTTCTTTTAAGAGCAATATGGGAAGGTCTATACCTCTTATAAGTAAGAGCATGGGTCTTTACTTACTACCTTACTTACTTACTTATAAGAGATGAGATTCAGAGAAATAGAGCAATATGGGTTCTTCTGCGAAGTTAGAATTTTCTTATAAGTAAGCCGGTTGGAACAGGGTGTTTCTTTCCACTTCCTTCTTGGTCTTCTTCTTCGGGAACCTTATAAGAGCCGGTGTTCTTTTTAAGGAGCAACCGCTCCGCACCGGTGGATCTTTGTTTTTAAGAGCAAGAAAACCGGTGTTTAAGAAGCGGTTGCTCTTAAAAACACCACAAAAAGAGCAGGGGCTCGTTGGCCCCTCTTCCTATGTTTTCCTCTCTCTTTCTGCTACCCTTCGGCTCCCTTCCTCCCTCCCCTCTTACACTTCGTTCCCTACGGCTACGGCTACGGCTCCGGCTACCCTCCGGTCCGGTCCGGCTTAAACCTAAGTTTAGACCGAAGGGGTCTAGCTATACTTAGTTTTAAACCGAAGGGGCTATATGGCCGCCCCCGGCCCTATAGGGGGTGGAGAAAACATAGCCGGACCGGAGGGTAGCCGGAGGGTAGAAGGCCGGAGCCGGAGGGAACGAAGTGTAAGAGGGAAGGCCGGACCGGACCGGAGCCGGAGGGAACGAAGTGGTAGAGGGGATAGGAGAGCCGGACCGGACCGGAGCCGGAGCCGTAGCCGTAGCCGGACCGGAGGGAAGCCGGAGGGTAGAAGGAAGGGACCGTAGGGTAGGGAGGGAGGGAGAGCCGGAGCCGGAGGGAACGAAGTGGTAGAGGGAAGGAAGGGCCGGGGTGGCCATCGAACCCGCCCTGTCCTTGTTTTTCCTCTACCCCCTCCGGTCCCTCCGGCTTAAACCTAAGTATAGACCGAAGGGGTCTAGCTATACTTAGGTTTAAGCCGGAGGGACCGGAGGGGGTAGAGGAAAAACAAGGAAAGAAGGAGGTCGGGGGGCCCCAGCCCATACTTGGGGCTGGGGCCCCCGAGCCAACGAGGGGGAAGAACAGCGCCTTAATGATTATACCTCTTATAGTAAGAAAGCCTTCTTTGTTTTCTACGGGGGGGTTAGAATCTTACCGAAGAAGAAATAGAGAAGGAAGAGTAAAAAACGGCTTACTTACTTATAAGAGCAGGGACTCGCCCGTCGTAGCAAGGCTGCTTCTTAATTAGATAAGAGGGGCTCGATGGCCCCTCTTCCTATGTTTTCTCCACCCCCTCGATGGCCGGGTGGCGGCCATCGAGCCCCTCCGGCTTAAACCTAAGTATAGACCGAAGGGGTCTAGCTATACTTAGTTTTAAACCGGAGGGGCTCGATGGCCGCCACCCGGCCATCGAGGGGGTGGAGAAAACATAGGAGAGGCCGGGGTGGCCATCGAACCCGCCCTGTCCTTGTTTTTCCTCTACCCCTCCGGTCCCTCCGGCTTAAACCTAAGTATAGTCTGACTATACTTAGGTTTAAGCCGGAGGGACCGGAGGGGTAGAGGAAAAACAAGGAAAGAAGGAGGTCGGGGGGGCCCCAGCCCATACTATGGGCTGGGGCCCCCCCGAGCCATCGAGGGGGTGGCCTTTAAGAAGCAGCCGAGGTTCTTCAAAAAAGCAGTTGTCTAACTTATAAGCCGAAGGGTACTGGCTTATTTACTTACTTATAAGACCATTGCTTCTTAATAAGAGCGCTGCACCTTCTATAGCAGAAGAGCGGTTGGAATACCATATCTCTTATCTTATAACGAAGATATAGCAGGTCTGCTTTAAACAAAGCCTTTTAAAGTAGGACCTTTTAAGCCCGGCCCATATCTCTTATAAGTAAGTAGGAGCAGGGCTTTGGAACCTCTGCTTTCCTCGAACGGCCTAATTTTATGATCGAAGAACCGGCCTTGCCTATAGAAGAGGGAAACCGCTACGGAACACCCTTTACTTACTAATAAGAGCCTCGCTCTAACCCGGCTGTTTCGCCTTCCCGCCGGGCCATATCTCTTATAAGTAAGCCAGTACCCGAGGGGAAGGTGTTCCATCTTATTTGTTTGCTTAACTTAATAAGAGTAGGCTATTTTGGAAGATTCTTTGTTTATTCCAGCAGAAGAAAGAAGGCAGGATTCGTTCTATTTTGTTTGCTTTGCTGAGAGTAGGCCCTTCTATCGGCTGATGAGATCCTCGGCTGTTTCACCCGTTATGCGTTCCATTTCTTCCTGTTCGGTAAGTATGTATAAGTAGGAGCAGGTTTTCTATCTTTAAATCCGAAGGAGGAACTTTCTTTAAGAGCTTATAAGAACTCCGGTAGTACCAAGCCCGACCCATATCTCTTAGAAGTAAGTAAGCCAGAAGCCACCCTTCTGCTTATAGGAGCAGGTCTGTTGCCATTTAAGGAACCGGTCGGGGCGGAGCACCCGGCGGGTGCTCCGCCCCGACCGGTTCCCTTGGCCTCTATAAGAACAAGAACGGCTGGCCTACTCTTATTAAGCAAACAAACAAATAAACAAATAAACAAATAAACAAAAAGGTAAGAGTCCCCTACCTCTTACTTACTTATAAGTAAGAACGCCTCTTACTAACTAACTAACTAACTATAAGAGTCCCCCTCTTATAAGTAAGTAAGAACGCCTCTTACTATAAGAGAAGAACCCTGCTCTAAGCACCCCTTTAAGGAAGAAGGCGGGTTATTATGGGGGAGGAGGCCCTTCTTTTATAAACTACGGGCGACCTCCTTAAAAAGGAGGGTTCGAAGGCCACCCCCCCCTCGATGGCCTCCTTCTTTCCTTGTTTTTTCCCCTTAAACTAAGTATAGTCATACTATACTTAGGTTTAAGCCGGAGGGACCGGAGGGGTAGAGGAAAAACAAGGACAGGGCGGGTTCGATGGCCACCCCGGCCCTTCCTTCTACCCTCCGGCTCCTCTACCACTTCGTTCCCTTCGGTTCGGTCCGGCTATGTTTTCTCCACCCCTTCGGTTTAAAACTAAGTATAGCTAGACCCCTTCGGTCTATACTTAGGTTTAAGCCGGAGCCGGAGCCGTAGCCGTAGGGAACGAAGTGGTAGAGGGGAGGGAGAAAACATAGGAAGAGGGGCCATCGAGCCCTGTCCTTGTTTTTTCCATTAAAACTAAGTATAGCTAGACCCCTTCGGTCTATACTTAGTTTTAATGGAAAAAACAAGGAAAGAAGGAGGCCTCCTATGTTTTCTCCCTCCTTCCCTACGGCTCCGGCTTATAATTAACTATAACTTTGTTATAGTTAATTATAAGCCGGAGCCGTAGGGAAGGAGGGAGAAAACATAGAGAGAGCCGTAGGGTAGGGGCTCGATGGCCGCCCCTCGATAAAGCAGCCGGGGTGGTCGGGGGGCCCCCAGCCCATAGTATGGGCTGGGGCCCCCCGACCGCCCCTTTAAGCCTTTCCTTGGGTTTTCCCATTATAATTAACTATAACTTAGTTATAGTTAATTATAATGGGAAAACCCAAGGAAGAGGGGAAAAACCAGTACTTATTTATAATGGGAAAAGGAACCGAACCGGAGGGAGGAGGCTCGGGGGGGCCCCAGCCCCAAGTATGGGCTGGGGCCCCGACCGCCGTAGGGGATAGGGGACCGGAGGGGTAGAGGAAAAACAAGGAAGGGAAAAACATAGCAGAAGAACAAAGAGCAGGCAAACAAACCGCCTTTAAAAGCCGGAGCTAGGAAGTTTCCCTCTTACGCTTCGCTCCCTCCGGCTCTACCACTTCGTTCCCTCCGGCTCCGGCTTATAAATAAGTTTAGACCGAAGGGGTCTAGCTAAACTTATTTATAAGCCGGAGCCGGAGGGAACGAAGTGGTAGAGCCGGAGGGAGCGAAGCGTAAGAGGGAAAATCGCCCCCTCGTAGGCCGGAAGAAGGGCGGCCTACGAGCCCCTCTTCCTATGTTTTTCGGCCCCTAGCCCCAAGTTGGGGCTAGGGGCCCCCAACCATTAAACCTAAGTATAGTTAGACTATACTTAGTTTTAATGGTTGGGGGCCCCTAGCCCCAACTTGGGGCTAGGGGCCGAAAAACATAGGAGAGGCCGGGTCGGCCTACGAGACCGGAGGGGTAGAGAGAGCCGTAGCCGTAGGGAACGAAGTGTAAGAGGGAAAGAACAAAGCTCTTTCTTGCCAATAAGAGGGGAAATTGTGTTCTTGTTGGTCTCCAGTACCCTTCGGTTAAAGATTTGTTAAGTTTAAACAAGAGGAAGCTTTAAAGAAGAAACCCGTATGGGTGTTCTTGCGGGACACAATAAGGGAAACTTATAAATAAATAAGAACGGGAAGGCAAGTTTTCTAATCGGGTCTTCTTTTTTTCCCTAGGCGGGCTCGTATTAGAAAGGCAAGGAGCCCACTCTACCTCATTGGTGGGTAGCAGCATAGATGTTACAAGTTAATGCTTTAAACGCCGCAGTTCTTACACAAGGCTTACTTACTTATAAGATAAACTTATAAATAAGAAGCGGTTCTTGCTTACTTACTTATAAGAGGGAGCATCCCGTAGCAGAAGGCGTTAGTGCTCTTCTTTCTTGTGGTATTCTTAAAGTAAGTGGTGAAGAGCAGCAGTTTAACAAACTGATAAGAGGACTGTTACCAGTTAAAAATTTGTTATTAAGAGTTTAAACAAGAGGAAGCTTTAAAGAAGAACCCCGTATGTGGGTGTACTTATAAGTGTGGAGGGGGCACCACCAGCCAGACTTATAAGGTGTAACAAAAAAAGAACGGGACTGGGCCTTTTCGTTAGCGCTCTTATAAGTAAGATTTCTTCCGTGTGATAACCTTATAAGTGGTGAAGAGCAGCAGTTTAATAAGAGATGCCAGTAAGAAACTTTAATTATTATTGTTAACTTTTAAACCATCTAGGCACCACTTATTTGTTAGGTATCTCAGGAATAGAACGGTCGGGGGGCTCTTCCTTGGTTTTTCCTCGGGGGCCCCTAGCCCCAAGTTGGGGCTAGGGGCCCCCAACCCTTAAAACTAAGTATAGACCGAAGGGGTCTAGCTATACTTAGTTTTAAGGGTTGGGGGCCCCTAGCCCCAACTTGGGGCTAGGGGCCCCCGAGGAAAAACCAAGAACGGGCTTGGGGGCCCCTGCCCCAAGTTGGGGCTAGGGGCCCCCGACCCCTGCCCCAAGTTGGGGCAGGGGCCCCCAACCCCAGCCTTGGGGCTGGGGCCCCCAACCCCAACTTGGGGCTGGGGCTCGGGGGCCCCAGCCCCAAGGCTGGGGTTGGGGGCCCCTGCCCCAACTTGGGGCAGGGGCCCCCGAGCCCCCCCCGAGCCTCCTCTTCTTGCAGAATAGCCCTGCGGGGTTCTTGCAGAGGGCTCGTTAATGGTTCTAATTAGGGCGTTATATTCTCTTTTGTGGTTCGCTATAGAAGAAGTGGTGGTTTCGAGTGTTACCAGTGCAGGGCACCACAAGAAGAGCTTACCGTAGGAAGACTCTGTCTAGGATAGGGAAGACTCTGTCAGACGTAGGGTATAAGAGAAACAAAAAAAAAATAAGAAGCGCCCTCGGGGAATCCTTAATGGTAGGAACCGTTCAAATCTGCTCTTCTTATAAGTAAGTAAGTAAGTCTTGTGGTTCGCTATAGAAGAAGTGGTGGGTAGCAGCATAGTTGGGATGTTACAAGTTAAATAGGCCGCCTTTAACAAGGCTAGCTTCCCGTAGGAAGACGGAGGAAGACGTCTGCTATTTATAAGAGAAAAAAATAAGAATTCGCCCCTCTTATCTTATTAAGAAGCAGCCAGAGTTAAGAGCCCGAAGTTTCATGGCTTCCTAGGAGGGAGTTCTAATAGGCGTGTGTGTGGTGTAGAGCTTTCGAGGGTGCCAGTTAAAGAGAAACTTTAACTATTCCTTTTTTAAATGCCTTTATGGTGCGGGCTCTTAACTCTTCCTTCTGCGGTCGGGGGTTGGGGGCCCCCAGCCCCAACTATGGGCTGGGGGCCCCCGAGCCCCAGCCCATACTTGGGGCTGGGGCCCCCGAGCCCTACGAGGGGAGGGGCACCACAAGACCGAAGGGTGCTGTCCGTAGGAAGACGTAGGGTACTTACTTATAAGAGCCCTTATAAAACATTAACAAGTCTTGCAGTGGTCTGGTTCTTATTAGGGCTTTCTCTTTTGTGTTCTTGCTCTAGCCTACTTATAACCTCGAAGACGGGCGGCTGTGGTCTGTCGCCTTTAAACGAGGTGCCAGTTAAAGAGAAACTTTAATTATTATGGTCTTTTTTTTACCCGAATGTTCTTTACCGAAGCTTTAAGGACCGTAGGGGAGCTCGGGGGTTGGGGGCCCCCAGCCCATACTATGGGCCCCCAGCCCATAGTATGGGCTGGGGGCCCCCAACCCCCGACCGAACCGGAGCCGTAGCCGTTGCTGCTTCGCAGAAGACCGTAGGGTAGCTTAAAGGAGCCGTAGGGGACCACCGAAGGGCTTATATGAGCCGGACCGAAGGGTAGCCGGAGCCGTACCGGACCGGAGGGTAGCCGGAGCCGGAGGGAACGAAGTGGTAGAGGGAAGGGAGACGAAGTGTAAGAGCCGGACCGGAGCCGGAGCCGGACCGTACCGAAGCCGAAGCCGTAGGGACTCGGGGGCTCGGGGCCCCCAACCCCAGCCCATAGTATGGGCAGGGGTTGGGGGCCCCTAGCCCCAACTTGGGGCTAGGGGCCCCCAACCCCTGCCCATACTATGGGCTGGCCCCCCCCCCCGACCGGAGGGAAGGAGCCGGAGCCGTACCGGACCGGAGGGTAGCCGGAGCCGGAGGGAACGAAGTGGTAGAGGGAACCGGAGGGAACGTAGTGGTAGAGGGACGAAGTGGTAGAGGGGAGGGGAGAGCCGGAGCCGTAGGGACCGGAGGGGTAGAGGGAAGGCACCGGAGCCGTAGCCGTAGGGACTCGGGGTCTCGGGGTGGCCCCTGCCCCAAGTATGGGCTAGGGGCCCCCGACCCCCAGCCCATAGTATGGGCAGGCCCCCCCCAGCCCATAGTATGGGCTGGCCCCCCCCGACCGAAGGGTAGCAGAGCGTAAGAGCCGGAGCCTTAGCCGTACCGGACCGGAGGGTAGGAGCCGAAGGGTAGCAGAGCTCTGTCGGCCGAAGGGTAGCAGAGCGTAAGAGCCGGACCGGACCGGAGGGAACGAAGTGGTAGAGGAGCCGGAGGGTAGAAGGGAGGGGAGCCGTAGGGTAGGCCGGACCGAAGGGTAGCCGGAGCCGTTGCCGTACCGGAGCCGGAGGGTAGGAGGGAAGGGAGTCGTAGGGAACGAAGTGGTCTACCCGGACCGAAGGGTAGCCGGACCGGACCGGAGGGAACGAAGTGGTAGAGGAGCCGGACCGGAGGGAAGGAGAGCCGGAGGGTAGAAGGAAGAGACCGCCGTAGGGGAGAGGGTAGGAGCCGTAGGGAAAGCCGTAGGGACCGAAGGGTAAGAGCCGGAGGGTAGGAGGCCGTAGGTAAAGCCGTAGGGACCGGAGGGGTAGAGGGGAGCCGTAGGGAAACCGGTGCCGTAGCCGGACCGAAGGGTAGCCGGACCGGAGCTCGGGGTGGCCCCCTCGTTGGCCGGGGACGGCCAACGAGCCCCTGCCCCAAGTCTGGGCGGGGCCGCCTTCGGTCTAGGGGCCCCCGACCCCCAGCCCCAAGTATGGGCTGGGGGCCCCCGACCGGAGGGAAGGAGGCCGGAGCCGTAGCCGTACCGGAGGGTAGGAAGGGACCGTAGCCGTAGGGGCGGTAGTACCCGGAGCCGTAGCCGGACCAAAGGGTAGCGGGGCGTAGCACCCGCCGGGTGCTCCGCCCCTTCGATGGCCAGCAGAAGGGGTGGTCGGGGGGCTCGGGGGCCCCAGCCCCAAGTTGGGGCAGGGGCCCCCAACCCCAGCCTATGGGCTGGGGTTGGGGGCCTATGGGCTGGGGGCCCCCGAGCCCTTCCTTGGGTTTCTCCCTCCTACCCTCCGGCTCCGGCTTAAAACTAAGTATAGCTAGACCCCTTCGGTCTATACTTAGTTTTAAGCCGGAGCCGGAGGGTAGGAGGGAGAAACCCAAGGAAGAGCCATCGAACCCCCGAAGCCGTAGGGAACGAAGTGTAAGAGGGAAGGGACCGTAGGGTAGGGAGGGAGCCGTAGCCGGAGGAGCGGTAGGAGGGGAGGAGGGAAAGAAAACGAAGGTTAGAGGGAAAGAAAGAAGGCCAAACTCTTCTATTTACCCTCCTATACCAATCCCCGGGAGACAGCGACAGACTTCCAGACTTTCCTTTATTCGGTAACTTGTTTCCTTTCTTTTTTTACACGGGCTAGGAATTTTTACCCTTATAAATAATTTTAGACCGAAGGGGTCTAGCTAAACTTATTTATAAGGGTAAAAATTCCTCGCCCCTTTCCCATTACTTTAATTACCCTTAAGTACTTCTTAGGATGTTTTTAGGTATACTTTTTACCACTTTAGAAGAAATCCTTATAAGTTTTTGAGGCCCGGCCCCTTTCAGTCCTTACTGCAAGGAAAGAGCCGAATAAAGTACTGCTACAAACAAAGGAGTCTACTTCTTGGCAGAAGAAGGGTACTGGCTTACTTACTTATTTACTTACTTAGCGAAGCGTTTCCCCTCGATGGCCGGGGCTATATGGCCGCCCCTTCTGCGGCCCTTCCTTCTACCCTCCGGCTCTCCTTCCCTCCGGTCCGGTCCGGCTATGTTTTCTCCACCCCCTCGATGGCCGGGGGCGGCCATCGAGCCCCTCCGGTTTAAAACTAAGTATAGCTAGACCCCTTCGGTCTATACTTAGGTTTAAGGGGGCCCCTAGCCCCAACTTGGGGCTAGGGGCTCGTTGGCCGCCCCCGGCCAACGAGGGGGCCGAAAAACATAGGAAGAGGGGGTGGCCATCGAACCCTTGGTTTTTCCCATTAAAATTAACTATAACCAGGTTATAGTTAATTTTAATGGGAAAAACCAAGGACGGCCCACTACCCTTCGGTTACTTACTTACTTCCTTACTTACTTACTTACTTACTTACTTACTTACTTACTTATAAGACTGAAAGGCGCTAGTAAGGTTTCCTATTCTAATTAACTATACCTAAGTATAGTTAATTAGAATAGGAAACCTTACTAGCCCAGAGCCCGTAACCCCCCTTTCAGACCGAAGAAAAAGAGAGACCCTTCGGTCTCTGGGGACCAGCAGGAGGACGACCTTTCAGTCCTACTCCAAACAAAGGAGTCTACTTACTCTCTTACTTACTCTCTTACTTACTTATAAGACTATCTTCGGCTCTTTCCTTTCAGTAAGGACTGAAAGGGGCCCATCCTTTAAGGCTCTGGTAACCAGCAGGTAAGAACTGCTGACTTACTTATATGTAGACCCTTCGGTCTGCTCCTTTTTAACTGCTGTTCTTCTTTCCTGCCCCGCGTAGGCCGGGGCGGCCTTTCCCCTCTCTCCTTCCCTCCGGCTCGTAGGCCGCAGAAGGGCGGTCGGGGGTCGGGGGCCCCTAGCCCCAACTTGGGGCAGGGGCCCCCAAGCCGTCCTTGGTTTTTCCCCTTAAACCTAAGTATAGTCTGACTATACTTAGGTTTAAGGGGAAAAACCAAGGAAAGCCCCAACTATGGGCTGGGGCTCGGGGGCCCCAGCCCATAGTTGGGGCGGGGGCCCCCAACCCCCGAGCCTACGAGGGGAAAGGCTTTAAGCAAGAAGGTCGGCCTACTCGAAGAACCCCCTCTTATTAGGACTTAATGGGGCCCACTTAAGGATATAGAGCCCCTTTGTCCTGCTCTTCGGCTATGAAACAAATGTAAGACTGATAAGTAAGGAACTGCTCTATGCAGTTTTTAAGGAGCAGCCCGTACCCCCTTTTAGTGGTAGGCTCGGGGGCCCCTAGCCAACCGGAGCCGGAGCTATGGGCCCTACCCCTGCTGAGGTCTGCTCCTTTTAAACTGCTGTTCTTCTTTCCTGCCCCTCGTAGAAGCAGGCTCTTCCTTGGTTTTCTCCCTCCTACCCTCCGGCTCCGGCTTAAAACTAAGTATAGACCGAAGGGGTCTAGCTATACTTAGTTTTAAGCCGGAGCCGGAGGGTAGGAGGGAGAAAACCAAGCCGGACCGAACCGAAGCCGTAGGGAACGAAGTGGTAGAGGGGAGAGCCGGAGGGTAGAAGGAAGGGCTCGGGGGTTGGGGGCTCTTCCTTGGTTTTTCCCCTTAAAACTAAGTAGAGTCTGACTCTACTTAGTTTTAAGGGGAAAAACCAAGGACGGGCCCCTGCCCCAAGTTGGGGCTAGGGGCCCCCGACCCCCAGCCCCAAGTATGGGCAGGGGCCCCCAACCCCAGCCCCTTCTTCGAAGCAGCCCTTCCTTCTACCCTACGGCTCCCTCCCTACGGCTCCGGCTCTCCTCTACCCTACGGTCCCTTCTCTCCCTCCCTCCCCTCTACCACTTCGTTCCCTACGGCTACGGCTACGGCTCCGGTCCGGCTCCGGTTCGGTTCGGTCCGGCTATGTTTTTCCATTTATAAATAAGTTTAGACCGAAGGGGTCAAGCCTCAGCCGGAGCCGTAGCCGTAGCCGGACCGGAGGGAAGCCGTACCGGAGCCGTAGCCGTAGCCGTAGGGAACGAAGTGGTAGAGGGGAGGGAGGGAGAGAAGGAACCGGAGGGTAGGAGCCGTAGCCGAAGGGGCGGTAGGAGAGGAGCGGGACTTATTTATAAATGGAAAAACCTACAGAGAGGGGGCTCGATGGCCGCCCTTCTGCCTCGATGGCTGCTTCGCAGAAGGGGTGGCCATCGAACCCCCGAGCGGTTGCTCCGCACAAGAAGACCGGTGCTTGGAGGCTGCTTCTACGAGGGGGCGGTCGGGGGCTCGGGGGCCCCCAGCCCCAAGTTGGGGCAGGGGCCCCCAACCCCAGCCCCAAGTATGGGCTGGCCCCCCCCGAGCCTTTCCTCCGCTTTCCCTCCGGGCTCGTAGGCCGCCCTTCTGCGTTCGGGGGCCCCCAGCCCCAACTTGGGGCAGGGGCCCCCAAGCCTTTCCTATGTTTTTCCCATAATACTTAACTATAACGTTGTTATAGTTAATTATAATGGTTGGGGGCCCCTAGCCCCAACTTGGGGCTAGGGGCCCCCGAGGAAAAACATAGGAAGAGGCAGAAGGCTTTCCCCTCGATGGCCGGGGCTCGATGGCCGCCCCTTCTGCGGCCATCGAGGGGGTGGCCATCGAACCCTTTTCCCTTATAAATAATTATAAGTTCCTTATAATTATTTATAAGGGAAAAGGGTTCGCTGGCCCCTCTTCCTATGTTTTCCTCTACCCCTCCGGCGAGGAAGTTTCCCTCTTACGCTTCGCTCCCTCCGGCTCTACCACTTCGTTCCCTCCGGCTCCGGCTTATAAATAAGTTTAGACCGAAGGGGTCTAGCTAAACTTATTTATAAGCCGGAGGGAGCGAAGCGTAAGAGGAAAAGAAAGGGTCCTCCGGCTTAAACCTAAGTATAGACCGAAGGGGTCTAGCTATACTTAGTTTTAAACCGGAGGGGTGGAGAAAACATAGCCGGACCGGAGCCGTAGCCGTAGCCGTAGGGAACGAAGTGGTAGAGGGGAGGGAGGGAGAGAAGGGCCGGGGTGGCCATCGAACCCACCCCCTCGTTGGCCGGGGGCGGCCAACGAGCCCCCTCTTCCTATGTTTTCCTCTACCCCTCCGGTCCCTCCGGCTTAAACCTAAGTATAGACCGAAGGGGTCTAGCTATACTTAGTAGGTTTTAAGGGGAAAAACATAGGAGAGGCCGCAGAAGGGGCGGCCATCGAGCCCCGGGTTCGATGGCCACCCCTTCTGCGGCCTCTCCTATGTTTTTCCCCTTAAAACCTACTAAGTATAGCTAGACCCCTTCGGTCTATACTTAGGTTTAAGCCGGAGGGACCGGAGGGGTAGAGGAAAACATAGGAAGAGGGGCCAGCGAGGGGTCCGAAGGGAGAATTTTTACCATTATAAATAAGTATAGACCGAAGGGGTCTAGCTATACTTATTTATAATGGTAAAAATTCCTAGCCCATTATAATTAACTATAACTTAGTTATAGTTAATTATAATGGTCGGGGGCCCCTAGCCCCAACTTGGGGCTAGGGGCCCCCGAGGAAAAAACAAGGAAGAGCATTCCCCTCTATGGTCGGGGGTTGGGGCCCCCAGCCCATACTTGGGGCTGGGGGCCCCCGAGCCCCAGCCCATAGTTGGGGCAGGGGCCCCCAACCCCAGCCCCAAGTATGGGCTGGGGGCCCCCGAGCCCCCGAGCCCCTTCGATGGCCAGCAGAAGGGGTGGCCACCCCTTCTGCTGGCCATCGAAGGGGCTCGATGGCCGCCCTTCTTCCAAGCAGGCCTCTCCTTGGAAAGATCCTTTTAAATGAACTATAACAAAGTTATAGTTCATTTAAAAGGATCTTTCCAAGGAAGAGGGGGCTCGTTGGCCGCCCCCGGGTTCGATGGCTCGGGGGCCCCAGCCCATACTTGGGGCTGGGGCCCCCGAGCCCCAGCCCCAAGTATGGGCTGGGGCCCCCCCGACCACCCCGGCCCTTCCTTCCCTCTACCACTTCGTTCCCTCCGGCTCCGGCTCTCCCTCCCCTCCCTTCTCTCCTTCCCTCCGGTCCGGCTCTCCTACCCTCCGGTCCGGTCCGGGTAGACCACTTCGTTCCCTACGGCTACGGCTACGGCTTCGGTTCGGTCCGGCTATGTTTTCTCCACCCCCTATATGGCCGCAGAAGGGGTCGGGGGCTCGGGGGCCCCTAGCCCCAAGTTGGGGCAGGGGCCCCCAACCCCAGCCCATACTTGGGGCTGGGGCTCGGGGGCCCCAGCCCCAAGTATGGGCAGGGGTTGGGGGCCCCTGCCCCAACTTGGGGCTAGGGGCCCCCGAGCCCCCCGAGCGGCCATATAGCCCCTTCGGTTTAAAACTAAGTATAGCTAGACCCCTTCGGTCTATACTTAGGTTTAAGCCGGAGCCGTAGGGACCGGAGGGAAAGAGGGGAGAAAACATAGGAAGAGGGGGAAAAAATGTTCTTTCTATTATATATAAAACCTACGGTTTAATCATAAAACGAATTTAACGTTTATATGATTTTAAAAAATAAAATTAAGCGTTTACAGATGGTGCTGCAACTGAAGCTAAATCTAATGGGAAGTTGTGTGCGTTTCTTTCGTGCATTACTTCCATACCTAAGTTAGCACGGTTGATAATATCGGCCCATGTGTTTAATACACGACCTTGTGAATCAACAACTGATTGGTTAAAGTTTAAACCGTTTAAGTTGAAGGCCATTGTTGATAAACCTAAAGCAGTAAACCAAATACCAATTACTGGCCATGCTGCTAAGAAGAAGTGTAAAGAGCGCGAGTTATTGAATGAAGCGTATTGGAAGATTAAACGACCAAAGTAACCGTGAGCAGCTACAATGTTATATGTTTCTTCTTCTTGGCCAAATTTGTAACCAGCGTTAGCTGATTCGTTTTCCGCTGTTTCACGGATTAACGATGAAGTTACTAATGAACCATGCATTGCTGAGAATAATGAACCACCGAATACACCTGCAACCATTTATGTTCAGTAAGCTTCGCAACCTTACCCGGTTCTTTTCGAACCCGCCCTATGTTACCATAGGGATCAGACCATATCTTACCCCTTTTTTTTGTTCCCAAAAAACTTAGGGGCCTTGTCATTTCGGCTCCGCTTGGGCCTACTCCCGTTAGGATGGTCGTTACACCGTTCCCGTATCGCAACCTAAACTAAAATTTAAACAAATTAAAAAAAAAACAATTTTCGTTATCTGTTCGTAGACGGCGTTGAATATTTGCAAGAGAACACTTTAACTGTCTAGCAGCTTCCGCTTTGGATAGATTGTACCCTCTAAACTAATAGGTTTAGGAAGACCTGTGTTAACCTGCTCTGGGGTGGAAGCTTCTGTTTGGTGTGGTTTACTAATATCAACCAGCGAAATAGACGTGTTATTTGGAATATTTAGCCAACGACGAATAGTATCACGAGAATGTTTTGTTATTCGTGCAGCTTCGGATTGGATATTTTTCATCTTTTAACATTATAGCTAAACCTACAGGTTCGTTTTGGCCTAGTAGACTTCTAGATCTGCTAATTTGTTGTTTAGTTTCTTCACTATGTTGATGCCCCGAAAAAGGATTGTTTTCTTTCTAGAACTGTTTAAAATTTTATTATAGCAAATATCATAATGTCGTGCAATATATTCTACTTCTAGAGCTACACGTTGTATTTTGTTACAAACACTTGAAATATATAGAGTTATAAATTCAAAGAAACTTTCACCATATAGATTCCAATCACGTTGTAATTCTGAAACTTCATGAATATTTCTACGCAACTTAGATTTGTGCTTCGATAGTCTGGCTGAAACATTTGTTGTTTCACCATAATATCGTTTATTGTTTTTTAGACAAAGGATCATGTAGATACCTGGTAATTGTCTTGGTGCCATACGGTTTGGTACGGGATTTTTCGTAGTAGCTTTTGAATTTTCATAGTTTGAATTGTCACAGTATAATTTGTGACAACCATAACGGTTAACGTTACCTATAACTAAACAAACCACTGACGAACTTTCCCCGTTAAGACAAGTTTCAAACCCCCCCTTCTCGGATAATATATTTCGTCCCCTCGTAGAAGCAGGATCGATGGCCGCTCGGGGGCCCCAGCCCCAACTTGGGGCTGGGGCCCCCGAGCGGCCCTTCTTCCCTCCGGCTTGGTAATTCCCATTTAAATGAACTATAACTTTGTTATAGTTCATTTAAATGGATCTTTCCCCTCGTAGGTCGGGGGCCCCAGCCCCAACTATGGGCTGGGGCCCCCGAGCCGCAGAAGGGCGGCCTACGAGCCCAAGGAAGAGCAAGAACCGGTCGGGGGCCCCAGCCCATACTTGGGGCTGGGGCCCCCGAGCCTCTCCTTTGTTTTCTCCCTCCTTCCCTACGGCTCCGGCTTATAATTAACTATAACTTTGTTATAGTTAATTATAAGCCGGAGCCGTAGGGAAGGAGGGAGAAAACATAGGAAGAGGGGAAGGCGCGAATCATATTATAGTGCTTCAATCGAAAGAGTGCACCTGGGGCGAGGCATTTTTTTTACCTAGCATGTGGAAAGGATGCATTAAAATGTTATGCTCTGCTTGGAATACGATCATGAAGTTGAATGTACCTGAAATCATTTGTGTTCCATAGAAGTCGCTTTCTTCTATGCAGTTATTGTACTCTTTATTAAGATTTAATATTAAGAATTAAGTGTTAAATCTTATAAGATTAACCTAATAAAAAATACTTTGCTGCCTTATGTTACCATAAGGATCAGACCATATCATACCCTTTTACATGTAAAAGGGTCTTGTCTTTTCGAATGCGCTTGCATCCTACTCCCTTTGGGATGGTCGTTCGATCGTTCCCAAATAAAAAAGCACTTTGTTCCTTTTACTCTTTAATCCTGTTTCTTTTTAAGTTCGTTGTTAAATTAAACGCATGTACATCCCGAATTTTCTCTCTCTTTTCTCCTCTCACCTTCCCTCCGGCTTGGAAAGATCCATTAAAATGAACTATAACAAAGTTATAGTTCATTTTAATGGATCTTTCCCCTCGTAGGCCTCAGAAGGGCGGTCGGGGGTTGGGGGCCCCAGCCCATACTATGGGCTGGCCCCCCCCCAACCCCCGAGCCTCTCCTTGGAAAGATCCATTAAAATGAACTATAACAAAGTTATAGTTCATTTTAATGGATCTTTCCAAGGAAGAGCCCAAGGGTTCGATGGCCACCCCGGCCATCGAGGGGAAGAGCCCCTTCTTCCTATGTTTTCTCCCCTCCCCTCTACCACTTCGTTCCCTACGGCTCCGGCTCTTACACTTCGTTCCCTACGGCTCCGGTCGGGGGCCCCCAGCCCCAACTTGGGGCTGGGGGTCGGGGGCCCCTAGCCCCAACTTGGGGCAGGGGCCACCCCGAGCTCCGGCTTAAACCTAAGTATAGACCGAAGGGGTCTAGCTATACTTAGTTTTAAACCGAAGGGGTGGAGAAACCATAGCCGGACCGTAGGTAAGCCGTAGCCGTAGGGACCGAAGGGTAGCAGAGCGTAAGAGGGAAGGAAGGGCCAGGGGGTGGCCATCGAACCCCAAGCAACGCTTTCCCCTCGTAGAAGCAGGTGGCCTACGAACCCCTCCGGTTTCCCATTATAAATAAGTCCAGTTCCCTACGGTCTGACTAAACTTATTTATAATCGGAAAAACCAAGGGTTCGTAGGCCACCTGCTTCTACGAGCCGTAGGGAAGGAGAGAGGGTAAGGGAAAAACAAAGGACAGAAGCAGCACCGGAGGGCTAATAAGCCGGAGGGAAAGAGAGAGAGAAGGGTCGGGGGCCCCAGCCCATAGTATGGGCTGGGGCCCCAACCCCCGAGCGGCATAATCGAAGAAACCCTGCGGTCTTCTGCTGCTCTTCGGCTATGAAACATTCCTACCTATTAAGACGAGGAGATCGTAGGTTATTTATTGTTATTAATTTCAATACAAGATGGATCGTTTACATCATTTAAACGTTTTCTAATTGTTTTACGTGCCATTCCTGTTTGACGAGAAGCTTCTGCAATACTAGTATAGACTTCTCCTAATAATTTAATAGAACGTCCTAAAAGCTCGTTTGGTCTACCTTTCATAGCTAACCCAATTCTTTTTTTGGTTTCTTCAGAATGTTGTTTGCCATAAAAAGGATTTTTTTCACCAGGTTTTTTGTTTCCTAATAAATAATTATAACAGAGTTTACCATCTTGAACAATTAATAAAGTTTCTTTATCAATTCGTGATTGATAATTGACCCATTCTACACCCATAAAAAGAGTAGTAAACTCAAAATTTTCTTGTCCATACGTATTCCAATCATGTTGCATTAAAGCATTCGGGTGAATATTACGTGTCAAATAGCTTTTATGTGAAGCTAATCGACCTTGAACGTTCTTTGTTTCTCCGTAATAACGTTTATCATTTTTTTTACAACGAATCATATAAAGTCCTGGTTTTTTTCTTGGTATTATTCTACGCATACTATTAAGTTGATCTACAGATTGTTTTGAAATAATTAGATCTGTATCAATTAGTTCTGTATCAATTTGTTCTGTATCAATTTGCTCTGTATCCATTTGATCTGTATCAATTTGATCTACAGATTGATTTATATCAATTTGCACCTTTGTTGCGTTTATATTTGCATTTTTATGCAAATAAAGTTGCGACTTTTCTAGAACTCTAAAGTTATAAAAAAAGAGTAAAAAAAGTGATTTTATTTGGTTTGATACGGAATTGTCCTTGTTATTTATAAACCAAGGATTTTTTCCGTTTAGACAAGTTTCCAGCTTCCCTTCACAGGGCACAATTTGGTTTTTTACATAAAACAATTTTTTTAACGTATAAAAAATTTCAAATTGTGTTACTAAATATTTTAGTTTTCACATTAGTAAAAGAGGGGCAAATATTTTACCTAAAGGCATACCATCTGAGAATGAACCTTGACCGATTGGGTAGATTAAGAAAACCATGTAAACCCCTTGTTTCCAAGGGCATAGACTATACCATCTTCTTTTTCCTTTTTGTATAAATTTGCAAAAAAGTAAAAGAGGTTCAGCGTGTTATGGAGCTTGTTTTTTTCTCTCCATCTCGTACTTTGTTATTCAAACTTTCCGAAGTCGTTACGGGGTTTACGTGTTTCATTTAATTTATAAGACATTCCCTTTCTTTTACAACCGTTTCCCCTCTTGCTTTTTTACCTTCCCCTCTTCCCCTCTTCCTTGGGCTCGATGGCCGGGGTGGCCTTCGAACCCGGGGGTTCGATGGCCACCCCCCCCCCCCCCCTGGCCTCTCCTATGTTTTTACCCTTAAACCTAAGTATAGACCGAAGGGGTCTAGCTATACTTAGGTTTAAGGGTAAAAACATAGGAAGAAGGGGCTCGATGGCCGCCCGCCGCAGGAGGCCATCGAGGGGGTGGGTTCGATGGCCACCCCCGGCCATCGAGGAACCATCGAACCCTTTTCCCATTATAAATAAGTTTAGACCGAAGGGGTCTAGCTAAACTTATTTATAATGGGAAAAACCTAGCAGAAGAAGAGCCCGCATTGTTTTTTTTTTGCAGAATTTTTTTTTCTTATAAATTTGTTTATTGCTACACGTAAACTTCCCACGGTATTGCCCACGCCTTTAAAAGATTCACCATTAATTATATATATATAAGAGTGAATTCTTATAATTAATGATATAATAATAATAAAATAATTAATGATATAATAATAAGAAAAATCTTAGTTTTCTTAAAAGTAAAGTCCTCATCGTTTGGGTTTCACCGTTATGAGCTGAATGTTTCCCTATCCCTCACGAGATAGGAGGCCAATTCCTTAGCCGTTGCTGCTGCTACTGGAGCAGAGTAAGCTACTGCGATCCAAGGACGCATACCTAAACGGTATGATAATTCCCATTCACGGCCCATATAACAGCATACACCTAATAAAAAGTGTAATACGATTAATTGGTAAGGACCACCGTTGTACAACCATTCGTCAAGCGAAGCGGCTTCCCAGATAGGGTAAAAGTGTAATCCAATCGCATTTGATGTCGGTATAACAGCACCAGTGATGATGTTGTTACCGTATAATAAAGAGCCTGACACTGGTTCACGGATACCATCAATGTCCACTGGAGGAGCAGCGATGAAAGCGATAATGAATACAGAAGTTGCAGTTAATAAAGTTGGAATCATAATAACACCAAACCAACCAATGTAAATTCTGTTTTCAACTGAAGTTACCCATTCACAAAAACGTGCCCAAAGGCTAGTACTTTCACGACGTTCTAAAATTGCTGTCATATGTTTGTTTATTTTTATTTTTTAAATCTCTCCGGGTTTTATTCTCAAAAGTCTAAAACAAGAACGGTTGGGTCGCCCTACGTGCTTGGGGCCTTTACGCCTACCGATTCTTCCCCTAGACTTACTTACTTACTTATAAGTAATTATCTGAAGGTCTTATGCCAGCCAGGTGTTATTAAAAAGAGTTTTCATTTTTTGGAATGCGGTTTTTCTCTTTTTTTATCATAAAAAATGTTAATATTACAAATCTATTATATTTTATTACTTTATTGAATATTGTTTTGTTTTCAAGCTTCATAATTGATACCTGGTACATTTATTTTACCATAAAAACTATATATGTTAAAATTTTAAGATTCTCAACAAACAAATAGGGTAAATTTAAAAAAAAGGCGACGTTTATCTAAGAAAGTCTAACCGTAGAACTAGATCGAACGTTCTATACTCTTTTGGCTGAACTTATAAGTAAGAACAGCTACTTTAAAGGTTGCGCTTTCTCTTTAAACTTTAATTATTATTGTTAACTTTTAATTTAAACTTCCTTACTTACTTATAAGAGGGAGCCGTAGGGGAAAGGAAAGGGCTAGGAAAGGAAAGGGATAGGAAAGAAAGGGGTATGGATAGGAAAGATATAGGAACGGGGAATGGATAGGAAAGGGATACGAAATGGTAAGGAAAGGATAACGTAAAGGAACCTCACCGCTACCGGAGGAGCAGAAGACCGGAGGGTAGAGGAGCCGTAGCCGTCCCGGAGCAGTAGCCGTAGCCGTTGGGCTCTTCCTTAATAGGTTTTTCCCTTCCTCTACCCCCCGACCATCGAGGGGAAGAGGGGAAGGCGACACCCAATAGAAATAAGTCCAGCTCTTCTGCTACCCTCCGGCTTAGGTCGGACTAAAATTATAAGGGAACACCTATTAGAGAAAGGAAAGAAACACCTATTAGTGAACCATTATTAAGTTTCAAGAACTGCCATTTTCCTTCTGTTTTTGTTAAGGTTCTAGAATATTTTATATTCTTTTAAAAAACTAAAAAATAAAAAAATAAATAAGAATTGGTTTTTATCAACCATACACCTGGTTCATTTTACACAAGTAATAAATGCGTTTCTGGTTTCTTTTACTTCCCTAATAGGTGTTTCTTTCCTTTCCCTAATAGGTGGTTCTTTCCCATTAGAATTTTAGTCAGACCGAAGCCGGAGGGTAGCCGAAGAGCTGGACTTATTTATAATGGGAAAGAACAACCTATTAGGGAAAGGAAAGAAACACCTATTAGGGAAAGCAGGCTGCTGGTTCCCGGTCTTCTTGTGCTTCCCTGGTTTTTCCCATTATAATTAACTATAACTTAGTTATAGTTAATTATAATGGGAAAAACCAGGGAAGCACAAGAAGACCGGTTCCCCAGAAGAACCAGCGGGTTCCTTCTTTTCCCTCTCGCACCCCCTTTTACTGCTTTTCCGTTTAACGTCAATTTCCGTATCGTATATGTGGAAGCACCGTTACTAGGGCTTTTCTTTTACTTATTTTATTTTTATTCAAAGTAATTAAAGATCGCGCCGGTTAGGTTTATTTAACAACAACACTTAATATCAGCTTCCATTTATTGCGTTAATTACTAACATTTTGTTTATGCAACTATAGGTATTCTAGACTGACTAAAGAAGAACAGCTGTTATTTTATAGTTTATAAGTTTATAAAGAACAAATTAATAGGGAAAGCTATTCTATACCCTTCCCTATTAATTTGTTCTTTATAAACTTATAAACTATAAAATAACAGCTGTTCTTCTTTTGTTTATAAGAATCCTACTAAAATAATAAGAGTTTTACACATGGAACTAAAAGCCCTTCTGCCTTTTCTATCAAAAACTTGTAGAAGAACAGAAGGGGACTCTTATCTTATTTATAGAGGCTCACTAAAAGAAATAAATCCAGACTTATACTTTTTAGACCAATATACCAACATACCAACATACATACATACCAACATACATACCAACATACCAACATCCATACCAACATACATACCTACATACATACCAACATACATACCAACATACCAACATACAGACACCTAAGTATAGTCTGACTATACTTAGGTTTAAGGGGAAAAACCTAGAAAGAGGGGGCTCGTAGGCTCGGGGGTTGGGGGCCCCAGCCCATACTATGGGCTGGGGCCCCCAACCCCCGACTGCCCTTCTTCCGGCCTACGAGGGGGGTAGAAGAAAGGAAGGACTTATTTCTTTTTTATTCGTTTTATAGCTCGGGGCCCCCAGCCCATAGTTGGGGCTGGGGTCCCCTACGGCTCTCTCTTGGTTTTTCCCCCTCGTTGGCCGCAGTAGGGGCGGCCAACGAGCCCCTTAAAACTAAGTATAGACCGAAGGGGTCTAGCTATACTTAGTTTTAAGCCGGAGCCGGAGCCGAAGGGTAGGAGGGGGGGGGGAGAAAACCAAGGACGGGCCCCTGCCCCAAGTTGGGGCTGGGGGCCCCCGACCCCCAGCCCCAAGTATGGGCTGGGGGCCCCCGACCCCAGCCCCAAGTATGGGCTGGGGCCCCCCGACAAGGTTTTAACAAGAAAGCGGTTTCTACATACACGAAAGAAACCTCCTTTAAAGCATCGGCAACAATATATGTAGGAATGCCTGTAAATCTTAATAAGAATTAAAAGTTGTTACAGGCTCCAAGTAAAACGAGCATGAAAGGAATTCCTTTCATGCTCGTTTTGCTGAAGTCCTATTTCTTTTCACTGCCGGCAACGGGTGTAGTTGCTGGTGGCGGCTCTTCTTCTGCTGCAGCACCCGGTGTTTTTCCTCTTGTTCCTCCTGTAGCTGTTGGGGGCTCAGCAGCACCCGGTGTTTTTCCTTTTGTTCCTCCTCTAGCTGCTTTCGGAATGGCTCTTCCTGCAGCTGTGTTTCCTGTTGTTCCTCCTGTAGCTGCTGGGGGCTCAGCAGCAACCGGTGTTAGAGCGGCTGCTTGTGGCCCTGTTGGTAAAACAGGGATAGCCGCGGATGGTACCTGCAATACTTTTTAGATTTTCTACTAATAATTTCATTTTATTAGAAGAAGCTCCTGGAATACTTAACTTTTTAAGTATTTTAATATGTGCTAACATTTCCTCTGCCCCTTCTTTCGTAGTTGGTAGAGAACTTGCTAATAAGATTTCTGGTGATGGACCAGTGTAATTTTTTGTTGTTATAGTTTCTGTCCCAGTCGGTCGGGGGTGCGAAGCCCCACCCGCCGGGTGGGGCTTCGCACCCCCGAGCGGTAATAATTTATTATTACTGTCTCTTAAACCATTTTCACGATCAACTTTCATTTGTAGCATAAGTCTTTTACCACTTTCAGACTTTTGTTTCTGTATTTTCTTTTTATTAGCAATAAACTTATTATATTGTATACGGAAGTCTTCTTCATCAACCGTATATACACCTTTTTTAATACAAGTAATTTATAAATTCGGCATATTTATACGGCACCAGCCTACTGCTTTATCCATTTTAGCAGTAACGGCTTCTTCCGTCGGATATAATTTTTTTGATACTAAAGCTATTTGAAGTAGAATGTCATTTTTCATAATTTAAAGATGGTACGCTCTTCTGCTAACGGTTATATTTTTACAAGAACACTTAATAATAGTTGTTCTTGTCGTAAAGCAAAGCTTTACTTTTTGTTTATAGTACATTATAAAGACTCGTGAATAGCTTTTCAAAACAACAGCTTTATATAGAACCTTTATTAGTTGTTCTTTTCTGTGCTTTCTTTATAAGGTACTAAATTTCATTATTTTTAAAATAATAAGTCTTTTTTTTACAACATGCATATAATCCTTGTTCGTCATCTATCTATAGGGAATCCGTAAGGCTCGGGGGTTGGGGGTTGGGGGTTGGGGCTGGGGCTCGGGGGCCCCAGCCCCAAGTATGGGCTGGGGCCCCCAACCCCCAACCCCGACCCCCTGTCAGAACTTCTTAGAAGAGCAAGTTTTTAATCATAGTTGTTTTTTGTAAGAAGGGCTTTTTACCATTCTAAATAAGTTTAGTATAACCGAAGGGTCTTCTGCTGTACTTATTTATAATGGTAAAAAGCTCCCTTTTAAATGCTATATTTCTGCCTTCCTTTATTTTTCCCTTCCTTCTGCCGAGTAGAAGACCCCTTGGTTTTTACCATAATAATTAATTATAACCTACTAAGTTATAATTAATTATTATGGTAAAAACCAAGTACATAATTTACTATAACCTACTAAGTTATAGTTAATTATAATGGGCTTTCCTGCTTCCTCTTATTAAGAAGCAGGCTCTCTCCTACCCTACGGCTCTCTATATTGTAAGTTTTTACTCGGGGGCCCCTAGCCCCAAGTTGGGGCTAGGGGCCCCCAACCCTTCTAATTTACGATAACCTACTAAGTTATAGTTCATTATAATGGGAAAACCTTACCTAAGAGAGAGCCGTAGGGTAGGAGTGGCCTCTATGGTAAGTTTTTCCCATTATAATGAATTCTAACTTAGTAGATTATAGTTCATTATAATGGGAAAAACTTACCATAGAGAGAGCCGTAGGGTCGGAGTGGCCTCTATGGTAAGTTTTTCCCATTATAATGAACTATAACTTAGTAGGTTATAGTTCATTATAATGGGAAAAACTTACCATAGAGAGAGCCGTAGGGTAAGAGTGGCCTCTATGGTAAGTTTTTCCCATTATAAGGAACTATAACTTAGTAGGTTTTAGTTTATTATAATGGGAAAAACTTACCATAGAGAAAGCCGTAGGGAGTTCAGAGAACCTATTAGTTAGGCACGCAACGGGTTCCTTTCCACTACCCTTCGGTTACTTAAAACCGAAGGGTAGTGGGAAGAAAACCGTATCCTAGTTTTAAAAAGAAATCTACCATTCTAATAACATATAAGTAAGTAATATGGATAGTTTTTTTATTTACCCCTCTTTCCCCCTCCCCCGAGATTTTATTTTATAGACAAGGCTCGGGGGTGGGGGCCCCAGCCCATAGTATGGGCGGGCCCCCCAACCCCGACCTCCACCTGCTATTGTCAACGGTTTACGACTAAACGTAATCCGAAATTGCTCCTTTATTGAGCAGTAGAAATGGAAAGAACTATTCTAATAAGCTAATGGATAATCTATTTCTTTCCTGTTCTTCTGCCCACCCACGCAATTTATTACCGACAACTCCCCCACCCCCCCCTCGTTGCCAACGGTACAACTAAACGTAATCGGAAATTGCTCTCTTATTGTGAAGAAGAAGAACAGTAAAAAAACATTCTAATAACCTACTGGATAATCTATTTCTTTTAAACAAGCAATTTATTATAGAAAATAAACGTCTCAGAGCACCGTAGGGAATCGGTCGGGGGTTGGGGGTTGGGGGTTGGGGGTTGGGGGTTGGGGCCCCAGCCCATACTTGGGGGCCCCAGCCCATACTATGGGCTGGGGCCCTTCCCCTCGATGGCCCCCCCGGCCATCGAGGGGAAGATCCCTTCCTTGGTTTTTCCAGTTAAAACTAAGTATAGCTAGACCCCTTCGGTCTATACTTAGTTTTAAGCCGGAGCTCGGGGGTTGGGGGCCCCAGCCCCAACCCCCGACCGGAGGGTAGGAGGGAGAAAACCAAGAGAGAGCCGTAGGGGACCCCAGCCCCCGACCCCCGAACCCCGAGCCTTTAAGCTTTAAAATAAGTAAACGTCCTTTAAAAAAAAAGGAGTAAATAAACATACAAATAAGGAAATATTACGTTCAAATAAGTAAATAAACATACAAATTTAACTTAACTTAACTTCTAAGTCTATAGTATAGTGAAGAATACTCCCTGGCACCTAACCTAATAAGTTTATTTTACAGTGGGCCTTGCTGCTTCCATAGTATATTAAACCTTTAGCCGAGCGACTTAGTTATAGAAGGTTAGGTGTGGGGCCAAGCTAACCTCTTGGGAGAACCAAGGCTAACCAAAATTCCATTTGTTATTCTCCTCCTAAAGGTAGGTTTTTACGTGTTACTCACCCGTCCTCCACTAAATATATTTAAGACTTATTTCGTACGACTTGCTTGTGTTAAGCATGCCGCCAGCGTTCATTCTAAGCCAGTAATAAACTCTCCATTGTTTTTTTCTTTTGTTTTGAACATTCCCTTAGTTTTTAATTAATCAGATTTCTAAGTATAGTCAAATGGCTTCTAAGGTGGGTGGGGAGTCGTAAGGTAGCTATAACGCGTAGGCTGTCCCTTATAGGTTTATACCCCGCCCATTATAATTAACTATAACCTAATAAGGTATAGTTAATTATGTCCTTTCCTTACCCCCCCTCTTCCTACCTACGGCTCTCTCTTAAGTAAGTTTTCCCTCTACCACTTCGTTCCCTCCGGCTCTCTAGCTCTCCTACCCTTCGGTCCCTACGGCTCCGGCTTATAATTAACTATAACAAAGTTATAGTTAATTATAAACCGAAGGGGCTCGATGGTTGGGGGGGTTGGGGGCCCCAGCCCCAAATATGGGCTGGGGCCCCCAACCCCCGAGCCCCAGCCCCAACCCCCGAGCCCCAGCCCCCAACCCCCAAACCCCAAACCCCGAGACTACGAGGGGTATAAATTTTTTAAAACTATAACCCTACGTATGTAAAACTCCCTATACCTTTTTTTTAATCAAATTTTATAGGGGTTTGGTATACATTTCTTAAAACTAAAACCCTACGTATGTTAAACCTCCTATACCTTTTTTTAATCAAATTTTATAGGGGTTTGGGCTCGTAGGCCGCCCTTATGCGGCCTACGAGGGGTATAAATTTCTTTAAACTAAAACCCTACGTATGTTAAACCTCCTATACCTTTTTTAATCAAATTTTATAGGGGCTCGTTGGCCGCCCCCGGCCCCTCGTTGGCCGGGGCTCGATGGCCGCCCCCGGCCATCGAGGGGGTGGCCTTCGAACCCAACGAGGGGGTTTGATATTAATTTCTTAAAACTAAAACCCTACGTATGTTAAACTCCCTATACCTTTTTTTAAGACTTTTTATAGGGGTTTGGTATAAATTTCTTTAAACTAAAACCCTACGTATGTTAAACCTCCTATACCTTTTCTAATCACTTTTTATAGGGGTTTGGTATAAATTGCTTAAACCTAAAACCCGACGTTTCTTCCTATGTTTTCCCTCTACCACTTTGTTCCGCTCGGGGGGGCTCTTCCTTGGTTTTTCCCCTTAAAACTAAGTAGAGTCAGACTCTACTTAGTTTTAAGGGGAAAAACCAAGAACGGGCTTGGGGGCCCCTGCCCCAAGTTGGGGCAGGGGCCCCCAACCCCTGCCCCAAGTATGGGCAGGGGCCCCCAACCCCTGCCCATACTTGGGGCAGGGGCCCCTGCACATACTATGGGCTGGGGCCCCCGAGCTGGGGTCGGGGGCCCCAGCCCATAGTATGGGCAGGGGCCCCAGCCCATACTATGGGCTGGGGCCCCCGAGCTGGGGTCGGGGGCCCCAGCCCCATATATGGGCAGGGGCCCCCGACCCCTTCGGCTACGGCTCCTACCCTATCCCCTACGGCGGTCTCGTCTACCCTACGGCTACCCTCCGGTCCGGCTACGGCTCCGGTTTATACTTAACTATAACAAAGTTATAGTTAAGTATAAACCGAAGGGGCTCGATGGCCCCTATATGGCCGTGGTGGTCGGGGGGGCCCCAAGGCTGGGGCCCCCGAGCCCCAGCCTTGGGGCTGGGGCCCCCGAGCCATCGAACCCGCCCTGTCCTTGTTTTTTCCATTAAAACTAAGTATAGACCGAAGGGGTCTAGCTATACTTAGTTTTAAGCCGGAGCTAGGAAGTTTCTCCCCTCTACCACTTCGTTCCCTCCGGCTCCGGCTTATAAATAAGTTTAGACCGAAGGGGTCTAGCTAAACTTATTTATAAGCCGGAGCCGGAGGGAACGAAGTGGTAGAGGGGAGAAAATCGCCCCTCGTAGGCCGGGGCGGCCTACGAGCCCGGAGGGGTAGAGGAAAACCAAGGACGGGCTTTTCCTTGGTTTTTCGGCCCCCTCGTTGGCCGGGGGCGGCCAACGAGCCCCTAGCCCCAAGTTGGGGCTAGGGGCCCCCTTAAAACTAAGTATAGACCGAAGGGGTCTAGCTCTACTTAGGTTTAAGGGGGCCCCTAGCCCCAACTTGGGGCTAGGGGCCCCCCTTAAACCTAAGTAGAGCTAGACCCCTTCGGTCTATACTTAGTTTTAAGGGGAAAAACCAAGAACGGGCTTGGGGCCCCTGCCCCAAGTCTGGGCGGGGCCGCCTTCGGTCTAGGGGCCCCCGACCCCTGCCCCAAGTTGGGGCTAGGGGCCCCCGACCCCTGCCCCAAGTATGGGCTAGGGGCCCCCGACCCATGCCCATAGTTGGGGCTAGGGGCCCCCGACCCCTGCCCCAAGTATGGGCTAGGGGCCCCCGACCCCCAGCCCCAAGTATGGGCTGGGGGCCCCCCCGAGCCGCCTTCCTCCGGAAAGAAGGAAGCCGAGAGAAGGCCCACTCTCGAAGAACCCCCTCCCTCCGGTTCCTCTTTAAGAAGGCTCTCCTGCTTCGGCGTTCTGCTCTATAAGAAATAAATAAGAGTGGGCCCTTCTCCTTTAAGAAGCTGGGGCTCCTTATAACTCCCTTTTCGGCGAAGAAGGCGCGGGTTCTTCTCCCCGTCCGAAAGGAAACTCGGAAACCGTAGTACAGGGAAAGAGAACCGGAAAGAGAACCGCCGCATTGCTACTCTTAACAAACAAACCGAAGGGTACAGGCAAATAACCGAAGGGTACAGGCAAACTTATAAACAAACCGAAGGGTACAGGCAAAAAAAACGAAGAGGGCAAACTTATAAATAAACAAACCGAAGGGTACAGGCAAAAACCCGCCGAAGCCGTACCGGAGCTCGGGGGGGTCCCCTACGGCTCTCTCTTTCTCCCTCCTACCCTCCGGTCGGGGGCCCCCAGCCTTGGGGCTGGGGGCCCTTCCTTGGTTTTTCCCCTTAAACCTAAGTATAGCTAGACCCCTTCGGTCTATACTTAGGTTTAAGGGGAAAAACCAAGGAAGAGCTCCGGCTTAAAACTAAGTATAGCTAGACCCCTTCGGTCTATACTTAGTTTTAAGCCGGAGCTCTTCCTTGGTTTTTCCCCTTAAACCTAAGTATAGACCGAAGGGGTCTAGCTATACTTAGGTTTAAGGGGAAAAACCAAGGAAGGGCCCCCAGCCCCAAGGCTGGGGGCCCCCGACCGGAGGGTAGGAGGGAGAAAGAGAGAGCCGTAGGGGACCCCCCCAACCCCCGACCGGACCGGAGGGTAGCCGGAGCCGTAGGGAACGAAGTGGTCTACCCGGACCGGACCGTAGCCGTAGGGAACGAAGTGGTAGAGGGGAGAGCCGGAGCCGTAGGGACCGGAGGGGTAGAGGAAAGAGACCGCCGTAGGGGAGAGGGTAGGAGCCGTAGGAAAACCGGAGCGTAGGAGCCGTTGGGTAGCCGGAAAGGTAGCCGGACCGGAGCCGGACCGGACCCAAGGAGAGGACCGTAGGGTAGAGCCGGACCGGACCGAACCGGAGCTCGGGGTGGCCCCCTCGTTGGCCGGGGGCGGCCAACGAGCCCCTGCCCCAAGTTGGGGCTAGGGGCCCCCGACCCCCAGCCCCAACTTGGGGCTGGGGGTCGGGGGCCCCTAGCCCCAACTTGGGGCAGGGGCTCGTTGGCCGCCCCCGGCCAACGAGGGGGCCACCCCGACCGTAGGGACCGAAGGGTAGCAGAAAGAGAGAGGGGAGAGCCGGACCGGACCGAACCGGAGCCGTAGGGACCGAAGGGTAGCAGAGCGTAAGAGGGGAGAGCCGGACCGGACCGAAGCCGAAGCCGTAGCCGTAGCCGTAGCCGTACCGGACCGGACCGGAGGGAGCGAAGCTCTGTCGGCCGAAGGGTAGCAGAGCGTAAGAGGCTCGGGGGGGGCCAGCCCATACTTGGGGGGCCCCCAGCCCATACTTGGGGCTGGGGGCCCCCCAAGTATGGGCTGGGGGCCCCCAAACCCAAGGCTGGGGCTCTTCCTTGGTTTTTGGCCCCTAGCCCCAAGTCTGGGCGGGGCCGCCTTCGGTCTAGGGGCCCCCCCTTAAACCTAAGTATAGCTAGACCCCTTCGGTCTATACTTAGGTTTAAGGGGGGGCCCCTAGACCGAAGGCGGCCCCGCCCAGACTTGGGGCTAGGGGCCAAAAACCAAGGACGGGCTTGGGGGCCCCTGCCCCAAGGCTAGGGGCCCCGACCCCCAGCCCCAAGTATGGGCTGGGCCCCCCGACCGAAGGGTAGCAGAGCGTAAGAGGCCGAAGGGTAGCAGAGCGGAAGAGCCGGAGCCGGACCGGACCGGAGGGAAGCCGGTCGGGGCGGAGCACCCGCCGGGTGCTCCGCCCCGAAGCCGTAGGGACCGGAGGGAAAGAGGGAAGGCCGGAGGGTAGAACGCCGTAGGGGAGAGGGTAGGAGCCGTAGGGGAGGGGAGAGCCGGACCGGACCGGACTCGGGGGCTCGGGGGCCCCCAGCCCCAAGTATGGGCTGGGGGCCCCTGAGCCCCCAGCTCGGGGGCTCGGGGGCCCCTAGCCCCAAGTTGGGGCTTTCCTTGGTTTTTGGCCCCTAGCCCCAAGTCTGGGCGGGGCCGCCTTCGGTCTAGGGGCCCCCCTTAAACCTAAGTATAGACCGAAGGGGTCTAGCTATACTTAGGTTTAAGGGGGGCCCCTAGACCGAAGGCGGCCCCGCCCAGACTTGGGGCTAGGGGCCAAAAACCAAGGACGGGCTTGGGGGCCCCTGCCCCAAGTTGGGGCTAGGGGCCCCCGACCCCCAACCCCCAGCCCATACTTGGGGCTGGGGGCCCCGACCTACGAGCCGGAGGGAAGAAGAGAGGGGAAAGCCGCTCTTCTTCCTATTAGGAAACAAAGCCTTACAGTCCTTTCAGTCAGCGGTTCAAGCATCGGCGTTAAAAGCAGCCAGCAAACCGTAGGATCCTGGCTTAACTTAATATAACTATACTTAACTATACTTAACTTTACTATACTTAAATATACTTAACTATACTTAACTATACTTAACTTAACTATACTATACTTAACTTAACTATACTTAACTATACTTAACTTACTTATAAGTAAGTAAGTAAGTAAGTAAGTCTACTGAAAAGGTACTTTAAGCCAAAAGAAAAGGGCAGGTGTTCTTCTATTTCTACCTTCCTATAATTTCTCTTCTTTATTTTATTAATTTAAATGGAAAAAAGGTGGGCTCGATGGCCGCCCCGGCCATCGAGGGGAACGACTACTGGTAAAACTTCTCTAAAATAGGAGAAGAAGAGAAGCCTATAAATAACTTCGTTATACCTAAAAAAAAAGTATAGTAAAATATTAAAATAGATGTAATTAATTGAAATACTTACTTTCTTTTTAACTTAACATTCCATAACTGTGTAAGCCTTCACCTATTAAATTAACACCTAAATAACAAATCCAAACAACAATAAAACCAACTGTAGCTATTTTAGCTGATTGTTTCCCACTACCCCCCTGAATACGTGTATGAAAATAAATGGCAAAAATAAGCCATGTTAATAAAGCCCAAGTTTCTTTAGGATCCCAACTCCAATAGGATCCCCATGCCTCATTCGCCCAAACAGCACCTGATAAGATACCAATTGTTAAAAAAGGAAACCCAATACCTAATATACGATAACTTAAATTATCTAAAGTTAAAGCTAAATTTTGAATCTCAGACTCAAAAGAGATTTTTCCTAAAGATTCTGTATCTCCCTTTATTTTTTCCACCTCTACTAATTCTTTTGTTTGGCCTGGGCTGGTCCTTTCCATGGCTTGGTACTTTAAGTGGCTTGGGACTTTCATTGGCTCGACCGGGTCCTTTAAGTGGTCTGGTCCTTTAAGTGGCTCGTACCCAGGGAAGAGAGGGGGAAGACCCCAAGACGTAAGCGGCCCCGCCCAGAGTTGGGGTAGGGGGCCCCCAGCCCCAACTTGGGGCTGGGGGCCCCCGAGCGACCCAAGCCCCCGAGCAGCGACGCCTGGAGGGGTCTCTCTGTCGGGCTTCGCAGAGGAAGTTGTCCCCCCGAAAGGAGGGAGAGACATACTAGAAGTAGCAAGAGGCTCCAGGCACCCTTCACGGGACGAAGAGCTCTGAAGAAGACCGGTGCTAGAAGCACTGAAAGGAACCGTAGAACTTTTTTTACCGGAATTAGAAAAAATTTTAAAAAAAGACCCTTTTTTAAGAAAAGGTCCAAATGTTAGAATAGTTTTGGTTTTTATAGGATAGTCAGCAGTTACTATTAAAAAAGCAATCGCTAATAATGAACCTAGTATTAAAGCAGCATAACTTAAAATCATAACGGTAACATGCATCATAAGCCAATTTGATTGTAAAGCCGGAACTAATGGTGTAACTTCTTGCATTTCTTTCGGTAAAGTAAAAGTAGCAAAAGCATTTGTAAATAAAGCACTTGGTGTGGTAATAGCACCTATTATATTAATACGTGTAAAGACTTCTTTTTGTTGACTTACTTGATTATAACTATCAAGTGTCTTTTTTTTAGTATCTAATTGCATTATATTAGTAAGAATGGTTGTAAAAGTTGATTTTTCAAAAATTAAATGTAAAACAGTAAAACACCAAGATAAAAACATTAACGATTCATATAAATTACTTAATGGTAAATGTCCGGATTCTTTCCAACGTATAATTAATAAACAACTTAATAATAGATTCGAAACTAAAATGCATATATACGCTATATTCTGTATCAAATTTTCTTCCGTACCATTCTTTTTTTTCTTTTTTAAGAAATTCCATTCAGATACCTTCTGCTTTTCTCGTCTTATAATATTTTCCCCTGGTCTTTTCCGTGGACCAAGGCCGACCGCCCCCCCTAGAGCCTCTTCTTCCTTCCTTTTTTCACTGAAAGGACCAGGGGCTCGTTGGCCGCTCGGGGGCTCGGGGGCCCCTAGCCCCAAGTTGGGGCTAGGGGCCCCCAACCCCCAGCCCCAAGTTGGGGCTGGGGGCCCCCCTCGATGGCCGGGGGCTCGTTGGCCGCCCCCTCGTTGGCCGGGGGCGGCCAACGAGCCCCCGGCCAACGAGGGGGCGGCCAACGAGCCCCCGGCCAACGAGGGGGCGGCCATCGAGCCCCCGGCCAACGAGGGGGAAACTCTTATAAGAGCCGCTCGGTTCGGAGCAACCGGTCGGGGGTGCGAAGCCCCACCCGCCTTTAAGGTGCTCCGAAGAACCCCGAGCGGTTGGGGGTGCGAAGCCCCACCCCCGAGCGGTTGCTCCGCACCGACCGGTATAGCTTTTTCCTTCCCTAAGGGGAATACTTCAGACGGGCCCATAGCCCCTACGGCATCGTACGGCAGCGTAGCAGACTTACTTAAATTTAAAATTCTAGGGAAGTTTTCCTTAAGGAACCCGCCCTCGCACCCAGCCCCGACGCCATGGGCTGCTGAGCTTCCCAAGCTCCCTATTTGATTATTTGTGTTTGTTTTTAAAGGCAAAACTAACAAAGACCTAAAAGGATATGTAAAACCTTTAAAAAAAGTACCTATCCAATAAAAAATTAAGGCGCTTAATAAAGTTAAAAACGACAAATTAGCTAAATTATTTTGTAAAGTCATTACCTTTATAAAAGTTTAATTTCATCTTACAATATCATAATTAAAACTTCTATATTTCTAATATTTGGTATAAATTTTTTTTAAAAAAACTATAAGTAGATGTTTACGTTATTACAGTATTTGTTTTTAAAGTTATAGAGGTCTAAAAAAATAGCATCAAAAAAGCAGTGCTTAACTTTCTTACTAGGTCTTATAAGTAAGTAAGAACAACTGTGGAACAGCGATTTCTTATAAGTAAGTAAGAACAACTGTGGAACAGCGATTTCTTATAAGTAAGTAAGACGCGGGGTTCTTCTGGTCTTCAGGATGTCCGTACCCCTAAGGGACTAGAAGCAGCCCTTTGTGGGCTTTCCTTTGTTTGGCCCTGCAAAGCAGCAGTAGACCTTTCAGTGCAGCAGTGACTTATAAGTAAGTAAGTAAGTAAGTAAGTAAGTAAGTAAGTAAGTAAGTAAGTAAGTAAGTAAGTAAGTAAGTAAGTAAGTAAGTAACCGAAGGGTAGTGGGCCAGTCCGCTACGCTAAGTAAGTAAGTAAGTAAGTAACCGAAGGGTAGTGGGCCAGTACGCTTCGCTAAGCCAGTACGCTTCGCTAAGTAACCGAAGGGTAGTGGGCCAGTACGCTTCGCTAAGCCAGTACGCTTCGCTAAGCCAGTACGCTTCGCTAACCGAAGGGTAGTGGGCCAGTACGCTTCGCTAAGCCAGTACGCTTCGCTAACCGAAGGGTAGTGGGCCAGTACGCTTCGCTAACCGAAGGGTAGTGGGCCAGTCCGCTACGCTAAGCCAGTACGCTTCGCTAAGTAACCGAAGGGTAGTGGGCCAGTACTCTTCGCTAAGCCAGTACGCTTCGCTAACCGAAGGGTAGTGGGCCAGTCCACTTCGCTAAGCCAGTCCGCTTCGCTAAGTAACCGAAGGGTAGTGGGTCCCCTACGGCTCTCTCTTGGTTTTCCTCTACCCCTCCGGGCTCGTAGGCCGGGGCGGCCTACGAGCCCGGAGGGGTAGAGGAAAGGACGGGCTCTTCCTTGGTTTTCTCCTCCCCTCCGGCTTAAAACTAAGTATAGCTAGACCCCTTCGGTCTATACTTAGTTTTAAGCCGGAGGGGAGGAGAAAACCAAGGAAGACCCCCAGCCTTCTGCCAAGTATGGGCTGGGGGCCCCCGACCCCAGCCCATAGTATGGGCTGGGGCTCGGGGGCCCCAGCCCATAGTATGGGCTGGGCCCCCCCCGACCAGTCCGCTTCGCTAAGCCAGTACGCTTCGCTAACCGAAGGGTAGTGGGCCAGTACGCTTCGCTAAGTAACCGAAGGGTAGTGGGCCAGTACGCTTCGCTAAGTAAGTAAGAGAGTAATTAAGAAATTTCTGTAGCCCTGCAAGAACTGCTGAACCGGCGAAGCACCCCTTTGTTTCATAGAAGCACCTGAAGAACAGCCGTTCTACTGAAAGGGTCGAGAGACCTTTCAGTCTTTCCTTTTTAACCCTAGCCCCAAGCTTGGGGCAGCGTAGCAGCCCCTTTAAGTCTTATAAGTAAGTAAGTAAGTAAGTAAGTAAGTAAGTAAGTAAGTAAGTAAGTAAGTAAGTAAGTAAACCTTTCAGTCTTAGCTTTATTTATTATAAGTGCAGGGCTTTCTGCAGCAGAAGACCCCTTTGTTTCATAGGAGCACCCATTATAACTAATTATATTATTATACGTTATAATGGGTGCTCCTATGAAACAAAGGGGTCTTCTGCTGCAGTTTTTAAGGAGCACGGGTCCTTCGAACTGCTGGTTCCCCTTGTAGCAGAAGACCCTTTCAGTAGCAGAAGGGCTGTCCTTGGTTTTTCGGCCCCCAGCCCCAAGTTGGGGCTTTCCTTGGTTTTTCTCGGGGGCCCCTAGCCCCAAGTTGGGGCTAGGGGCCCCCAACCCCTTAAACCTAAGTATAGTCTGACTATACTTAGGTTTAAGGGGTTGGGGGCCCCTAGCCCCAACTTGGGGCTAGGGGCCCCCGAGAAAAAACAAGAACGGGCTTGGGGGCCCCTGCCCCAAGTTGGGGCTAGGGGCCCCCGACCCCCGACGATTATAATTAACTAGAACTAAGTTATAGTTAATTATAATGGGCTAGGAATTTTTACCATTATAAATAAGTATAGCTAGACCCCTTCGGTCTATACTTATTTATAATGGTAAAAATTCTCCCTTCGGACCCCTCGCTGAAGCAGGCTCGATGGCCGCCCCCTCGTTGGCCTCCTTCGGCGGGCGGCCAACGAGCCCTTCCTTGGTTTTTCGGCCCCCAGCCCCAAGTTGGGGCTGGGGGCCCCCGACCATTAAAATGAACTATAACTTAGTTATAGTTCATTTTAATGGTCGGGGGCCCCCAGCCCCAACTTGGGGCTGGGGGCCGAAAAACCAAGGAAGGGCCTCTCCTATGTTTTCCTCTACCCCTCCGGCTCCCTTCTACCCTCCGGCCTCCTTCCCTCCGGCTCCGGTCCGGTCCGGCTTAAACCTAAGTATAGACCGAAGGGGTCTAGCTTAGGTTTAAGCCGGACCGGACCGGAGCCGGAGGGAAGGAGGCCGGAGGGTAGAAGGGAGCCGGAGGGGTAGAGGAAAACATAGGAAGAGGGGTGGGTTCGATGGCCACCCCGGCCCTTCCTTCCTTCTACCCTCCGGCTTCCCTCCGGTCCGGCCTTCTTCCCTCCGGCTCTCCTACCCTCCGGTTCGGTTCGGTCCGGCTATGTTTTCTCCACCCCCTCGATGGCCTCCTTCGGCGGGCGGCCATCGAGCCCCTTCGGTTTAAAACTAAGTATAGCTAGACCCCTTCGGTCTATACTTAGGTTTAAGCCGGACCGGACCGGAGCCGGAGGGAAGGAGGCCGGAGGGTAGAAGGGAGCCGGAGGGGTAGAGGAAAACATAGGAAGAGGGGCCAGCGAACCCTTGTTTTTTCCCTTTATAAATAATTATAAGGAACTTATAATTAATTATAAAGGGAAAAAACAAGGGTTCGATGGCCACCCCCTCGATGGCCGGGGGCGGCCATCGAGCCCCGGCCATCGAGGGGAAAGCCTTCTGCCTCGTAGAAGCAGCCAAGGCGGCCTACGAGCCCGGAGGGAAAGCGGTGCTCTGGACCTTTCAGTCTCTTCCTTCGATGGCTCGGGGGCTCTTCCTTGGTTTTTCCCCTTAAAACTAAGTATAGTCTGACTATACTTAGTTTTAAGGGGAAAAACCAAGAACGGGCTTGGGGGCCCCTGCCCCAAGTTGGGGCTAGGGGCCCCCGACCCCCAGCCCAGAGTTGGGGCAGGGGCCCCCAACCCCAGCCTTCTGCCAAGTATGGGCTGGGGCTCGGGGGCCCCCAGCCCATAGTATGGGCTGGGCCCCCCCCCGACCACCCCCTCGATGGCCGCAGAAGGGGTGGCCATCGAACCCTTCCTTGGTTTTTCGGCCCCCAGCCCCAAGTAGGGGCTGGGGGCCCCCGACCATTAAAATGAACTATAACTAAGTTATAGTTCATTTTAATGGTCGGGGGCCCCCAGCCCCTACTTGGGGCTGGGGGCCGAAAAACCAAGGAAGGGCTCGGGGCCCCCAGCCCATACTTGGCAGAAGGCTGGGGTTGGGGGCCCCTGCCCCAACTCTGGGCTGGGGGCCCCCGAGCCCCCAACCCCCGACCACCCCGGCCATATAGGGGCGGCCATATAGCCCCTCTTCCTAAGTTTTCTCCCCTCCTACCCTCCGGCTCCTACCGCCCCTCCGGCTACGGTCCCTTCCTTCCCTCCCCTCCCTTCCTTCCTTCTACCCTCCGGCCTTCTACCCTCCGGCTACCCTCCGGTCCGGTCCGGCTCCTCTACCACTTCGTTCCCTCCGGTCCGGCTCTCCCTTCCTCCTTCCCGCCGGCTCCGGCTCTACCCTACGGTCCTCTCCTTCGGTCCGGTTCGGTCCGGTCCGGCTCTTCCGCTCTGCTACCCTTCGGTCCCTACGGCTACGGCTCCGGCTCTTACGCTCTGCTACCCTTCGGCCTCTTACGCTCTGCTACCCTTCGGTCGGGGGGGCTCTTCCTTGGTTTTTGGCCCCTAGCCCCAAGTTGGGGCTAGGGGCCCCCAACCCCTTAAACCTAAGTATAGTCTGACTATAGGTTTAAGGGGTTGGGGGCCCCTAGCCCCAACTTGGGGCTAGGGGCCAAAAACCAAGGAAGAGCCCCCCCGAGTCCCTCCGGTACGGCTACGGCTCCGGCTACCCTCCGGTCCGGGGCTACGGCTCCGGCTCCGGCTTAAAAATAAGCCTCTTTCCCTCCGGTCTCGTAGGCCGACCCGGCCTACGAGGGGCGATTTTCTCCCTCCCCTCTTACGCTTCGCTCCCTACGGCTCCGTTCGGGGGCCCCCAGCCCCAACTTGTGGCTGGGGGCCCCCGAGCTCCGGCTTATAAATAAGTTTAGCTAGACCCCTTCGGTCTAAACTTATTTATAAGCCGGAGCCGTAGGGAAGGAGGGAGAAAAGAAAGGGTCCAGGCGCCGGCTTCGGCTTGACCCCTTCGGTCTAAACTTAGTTTAAAACCGAAGGGGCTATATGGCCGCCCCTTATGCGGTCGGGGGCCCCAGCCCATACTTGGGGCTGGGGTTGGGGGCCCCTGCCCCAACTTGGGGCTGGGGGCCCCCGAGCCCCCGAGCCCTTACTTCCTCCCTCCCCTCTTACGCTCTGCTACCCTTCGGCCTCTTACGCTCTGCTACCCTTCGGCCTCTTACGCTCTGCTACCCTTCGGTCCCTCCGGTCCGGTCCGGTACGGCTCCGGCTACCCTCCGGTTCGGTTTGGTCCGGCTATGTTTTCTCCCCTCCTACCCTCCGGCTCTCTAGCTTCGCTCCCTACGGCTCCGGCTCCGGCTTAAAAATAAGTTTAGCTAGACCCCTTCGGTCTAAACTTATTTTTAAGCCGGAGCCGGAGCCGTAGGGAAGGAGGGAGAAAACATAGGAAGAGGGGCTCGATGGCCCCTCTTCCTATGTTTTCCTCTAACGCTTCGCTCCCTCCGGCTTAAACCTAAGTATAGACCGAAGGGGTCTAGCTATACTTAGTTTTAAACCGGAGGGGCTCGATGGCCGCCCGCCGAAGGAGGCCATCGAGGGGGTGGAGAAAACATAGCCGGACCGGAGGGTAGCCGGAGCCGTAGGGAACGAAGTGGTAGAGGGAAGGAAGGGCCGGGGTGGCCATCGAACCCGCCCGCCCCTCTTCCTATGTTTTCCTCTACCCCTCCGGCTCCTTCCCTCCGGTCCGGCTTATAATTAACTATAACAAAGTTATAGTTAATTATAATGGGAAAAACATAGGAGAGGCTTGGGGGCCCCTGCCCCAAGTTGGGGCTGGGGGCCCCCGACCGCAGAAGGGCTCGATGGCCGCTCGGGGGCCCCAGCCCATACTTGGGGCTGGGGTCAGGGGCCCCCACCCCATACTTGGGGCTGGGGTCGGGGGCCCCTAGCCCCCAACTATGGGCTGGGGCCCCCGACCGCAGAAGGGCTCGATGGCCGCTCGGGGGCCCCAGCCCATACTTGGGGCTGGGGTCAGGGGCCCCCACCCCATACTTGGGGCTGGGGTCGGGGGCCCCTAGCCCCCAACTATGGGCTGGGGGCCCCCGAGCCCCAGCCCATACTTGGCAGAAGGCTGGGGTTGGGGGCCCCTGCCCCAACTATGGGCTGGGGGCCCCCGACCGAGCCATCGAACCCGAAGGAGGCCATCGAGGGTGAAGAGCAAGAAGACCTATTCAAACTAATTATATTCTTACTTACTTACTTACTTATAAGTTATAATGGGTGCTCCTATGAAACAAAGGAAAGAAAGGGGGCTCGGCAAAGGCGGTTCTTGAAGAACACCCTTTCCTATTCTAATTAACTATACCTAAGTATAGTTAATTAGAATAGGAAAGGGTGTTCTTCAAGAACCGCCTTTCCCCTCGCCCAGAGCCCCTTAGAAGCCTCGATGGGAAACGGCGGCAAGAACCCCAAGCACCGTTAACTTATCCTATTCTAAATATACTTAGGCCAGTACCCTTCGGTTAATAAGAATAGGATAAGTTAACGGTGCTTGGGGTTCTTGCCGCCGTTTACACTCGCCCTTTCAGTCCTTACTGAAAGGAAATAGCCGAAGATAGTATGACTTACTTATAAGTGGGCTCCCCCTAGACCGAAGGGTCTTCTGCCAGACTTCGGCAGAACGAACCCGCCTTACAGTCTAGGGGGGGGGGCCTCCTAGCCACTGAAAGGTCTTCCTTTGTTTCATACGAGCGTTTTCCCTATAATAACTAATTCTAACTTAGTTAGAATTAGTTATTATAGGGAAAACGCTCGTATGAAACAAAGGAAGACCCTTCTAATTAACTATAACTTATTAAGTTATAATTAATTAGAATAGGGAAAACGCTCTTCTTCCTATTAGGAAAGGATAAGAGCACTGAAAGGTCTTCCCTGCTCTATGCCACTGAAAGGTCTTCTCCCAACGTGCACCGGTCCTCAGCAACCGGTTGCTGAGCGCCGGTTACTTAAGTATTAGAACTAATTAAATTCTTATAAGTAAGTAAGTAAGTAAGTAAGTAAGTTAGAATACTTAAGTAACCATTGCTATGGGCGGGGCCGCCCTCGACTGAAAGGGGTTAGCTGGCTGCTTAAAACGCCGATGCTCTTTCCGCTTCCCCTTTTAAGCTGTAAGGTCTTACTTACTTAAAAGAAAGTCCTGCTCTATGCCTCCGTCCGTTGTTTCGTATTATATTTAATATATAAATAATTATTTAATTAACATACGAAACCTGCTTACAAAGTCCGCTCTCAGAACTGCTGTGTAGACTGAAAGTTTTTCTGCTCTTAATAAGTTCTGCGCTTTTTATATTTTTTAAGAAATTAAAAACAATATGAAACAATATTTTAGATTTCCCCAAGTTAAACAGCCTTTAAATATCTTTAATATAACAAATGTAACTATTATTTATTCAATATTTTTGGATTTTAAAAAACAAAATTATGTATTAAATGTCCTTCACTGTTTATTTTTTACTCTATTTTGAACGAAAGAAGGGGCTCGATGGCCCCTCTTCCCCTCGTAGAAGCAGGTTCGATGGCCCCTCTTCCCCTCGCTGAAGCAGCCGGGGCTCGATGGCCGCTCGGGGGTTGGGGCTCGGGGGCCCCTGCCCCAAGTATGGGCAGGGGCCCCCGAGCCCCGACCCCTTCTGCGGCCATCGAGGGGGTGGGTTCGATGGCCACCCCGGCCCTTCCTTCCCTCTACCACTTCGTTCCCTACGGCTCCGGCTACCCTCCGGTCCGGCTATGTTTTCTCCACCCCCTCGATGGCCTCCTTCGGCGGGCGGCCATCGAGCCCCTCCGGTTTAAAACTAAGTATAGCTAGACCCCTTCGGTCTATACTTAGGTTTAAGCCGGAGGGAGCGAAGCGTTAGAGGAAAACAAAGGAAGAGGGGCCAGCGAACCCTTGGGCTCGTAGGCCGCCCTTCTGCGGTCGGGGGGGGGCTCGGGGCCCCTGCCCATAGTATGGGCAGGGGCCCCCAACCCCAGCCTTGGGGCTGGGGCTCGGGGGCCCCAGCCCCAAGGCGGGGCCCCCCGACCCTGTCCTTGTTTTTACTCTCTCTTTCTGCTACCCTTCAGCTCCCTTCCTCCCTAACCTACGGTCCTCTCCAACGGCTACGGCTCCGGCTCCTCTACCACTTCGCTACCCTATCCCCTACGGCGGCCTCCTTCCTCTCCTACCCTCCGGTCCGGTCCGGTTCGGTTCGGTCCGGCTTGGTTTTCTCCCTCCCTCCTTCCCTACGGCTCCGGCTCCGGCTTAAAACTAAGTAGAGTCAGACTCTACTTAGTTTTAAGCCGGAGCCGGAGCCGTAGGGAAGAAGGGAGGGAGAAAACCAAGGGTTCGATGGCCACCCCCTCGATGGCCGGGGGCGGCCATCGAGCCCCGGCCATCGAGGGTAAGAGCCCCCTTTTCACCTCTTGTTCTCCTTCTTTCCCCTTTCCTGGTCACCTTTATTAGGCGCTACCGCTGGAGCCATTCCCTTTCCTTTTCCCTTTTCCTTTCTTCTTCTTCTCTTGTTCTTTTCTTTTTAGGAGACCTGGAACAATTGGAACATTTCATCTTTTCTTGCTTTTTACCTCTTTCTTTACCCTTTAAACACCAATTTTTTTGTGCCAGACCCTTGGAACTTTTTGGAACAATTTTCATTTTTCCGGGTTCGATGGCGACCCCCTCTTCCTATGTTTTTCCCCTTAAACCTAAGTATAGTCTGACTATACTTAGTTTTAAGGGGAAAAACATAGGAGAGGCCGCAGAAGGGGGGCCCCCAGCCCCAACTTGGGGCTAGGGGCCCCCGAGCGGCCATCGATCCCCGGCCATCGAGGGGCACTGGAACAATCTAATTGTTGGGTTCGATGGCCACCCCCTATATGGCCGGAAGAAGGGCGGCCATCGAGCCCTTCCTTGGTTTTTCCCATTAAAATGAACTATAACTAAGTTATAGTTCATTTTAATGGGAAAAACCAAGGAAGGGCTCGGGGGCCCCAGCCCCAAGTCTGGGGCCCCCGACCTCCTTCTTTCCTTGTTTTTTCGGCCCCTAGCCCCAAGTTGGGGCTAGGGGCCCCCAACCATTAAAACTAAGTATAGCTAGACCCCTTCGGTCTATACTTAGGTTTAAGCCGGAGCCGTAGGGAGCGAAGCGTAAGAGGGGAAAAAACCAAGGACAGGGCGGTCGGGGGCCCCAGACTTGGGGCTGGGGCCCCCCAGCCTCTCCTTGGGTTCGATGGCCGGGGGGGGGGCCATCGAAGGAAGAGCCCCCCTCTCTTATTAAGTTTGCTTTTAGCACGCTTTTTCTTTTTAAACTTTCACGCTTAAACTATGCTTTTTCTAGTTTATTCCTAACTATATTTAGATTTCTAGTCTCATTAAGTTTACAACCTTTAACAATTATTTATGACATCACCTAACCCTATATACCCATCTTACTCTCCTTCTGACCCTAACGACCCTTCTTTTTACCCTCCTGATCCTGATAATCAAAACCCATCCCTTTCTCAACAATTCCTTCTTACTATTAGTTCTATGCTAACCTCTCAAACCGCCCTTTCTTTTCTAGCTAATACTAGTTCTACAGTTCCAAATTAATATAATTTGTATCGTTTTGGAAGCGCATCCTTATCAATTTGCAGATAAGCAAACCGGTAGGAACGTATCAGGACTTGGTCGGGGGTTGGGGGTTGGGGGTCGGGGGCCCCTAGCCCCAACTTGGGGCAGGGGCCCGTCCTTGGTTTTTCGGCCCCTAGCCCCAACTTGGGGCTAGGGGCCGAAAAACCAAGGAAAGCCCATACTTGGGGCTGGGGCCCCCAAACCCCCAACCCCCGAGCATCACAAGTATTTCTAATTCAAAACCTCCGTCGACTGACGTGGATACTGGTGCAATCTTATCTAAAGGACTAAACATAAATAGTCATTCTTTTGCTGGTGATAAATTCTTTAGGTTTTTTGACCGTATAGAAAATATACCTCGTCTTTCTATAATCCAAGGTAAGCTGGGAAAAAAGTTAAAATGGAATTCTTTTTATAAGGGGGACTTATAATGACTAATTTCGAAAAACCCCTAAAGAGTTCAAAGCACATAGCTCTACAATATCCATATTACCCACAACACCCCGTTCCATTATACAATTTTAATCATAAAGCTTTTCTTAAAAAATCTAATTGGCCTGATGAACTTTCATTCTATTTTGAACAGCTTTGGTCCCCAAAAAATGCTTTTCATTTACGTTATAAATCTCCTTACTACCCCCCAAAAGCACCAAGTAAACTTTTACCCACTCTTTTACCTAATGCTAAATACTGTACACCTTATCCTTATAAAATTCCACACACCTTTACTTATTTTATGAGAAAGGGTCTACCTGAAAATTCTGACCTTGTTACCTTTCCTTATCCAGACTTGTTTCTACACCATCCACCCAACTTCATACACTCATTCTACACCAACCTTCCTTATTTGCCCTTAAGACCAGAACTTTCGAATCTTTACCAAAGCTTTCCAACTCTAAAATTTATACCTTATTTAATATGCTATGATTTTATTAACCCAACCTGTAACCCACCTCAACCATACAGTTATATTTGTTTGGCTTTTGAACCGGCACCTATACCAAGTTTTATTTCTCACTTACACCCCAAATTTGCTCACATTTCTCATTCTCAAAATTTAAACTTTCTTACCCCCTCTTCCTATGTTTTCTCCCCCCCCCTCCGGCTTATAATTAACTATAACAAAGTTATAGTTAATTATAAGCCGGAGCCGTAGGGAAGGAGGGAGAAAACATAGGGTTCGATGGCTCGGGGGCCCCAGCCCCAAGGCTGGGGCCCCCGAGCCTCTCCTATGTTTTTCGGCCCCCTCGTTGGCCGGGGGCGGCCAACGAGCCCCTAGCCCCAAGTCTGGGCGGGGCCGCCTTCGGTCTAGGGGCCCCCAACCCTCAAAACTAAGTATAGCTAGACCCCTTCGGTCTATACTTAGTTTTAAGCCGGAGCCGTAGGGACCGGAGGGAAAGAGGGGAGAAAACATAGGAAGAGCCCCTCCGGTTTAAAACTAAGTATAGCTAGACCCATTCGGTCTATACTTAGGTATAAGCCGGACCGAAGGGTAGCCGGAGCCGTAGCCGTAGGGAACGAAGTGGTAGAGCCGGAGCCGAAGGGAACGAAGTGGTAGAGGGGAGGGAAGGGAGCCGAAGGGTAGCAGAAAGAGAGAGGAAAAACAAGGACAGGGTCGGGGGGCCCCAGCCCATACTATGGGCTGGGGCCCCCGAGCCCCAGCCTTGGGGCTGGGGGGCCCCTGCCCCAACTTTGGGCTGGGGGCCCCCGAGCCCCCGAGCGGGTTCGATGGCCACCCCCTCGATGGCCGCAGAAGGGGCGGCCATCGAGCCCTTCTGCGGCCATCGAGGGTCCAACGAGCCCCTATACCTGTTTCATTCCCTTCTCCCCCTCCTTTTCCTAGCGCAGATACCTTAAAAAACTAATCTTCACAACCTGTACCAACCCACTTAAAAAACGTAATTAAACCCCCTTTTCTTGAACAAATAAAACCTGCCTTATCAACCCATTCATCTTTCCCCTTTTTAAAATCTACTTCAAACCCTTGGTTTGATCCCTACCATCCTAGCACACCCCCATATACTCAACCAAACCCTTATTTTCCAGTAACTTACCTTGATTTTATTCCCCACCTTTTAAACAAACAACCCGAATCTTCTATATCACTTTTACATCCCAGCCTTTATCCGTCAAACGACCAACAACATAAAATTTACCTTCCTCCTTTACCTCGCCGCTCTGTAATTATTAATTTAATCCCCGATGCTATTCCAAATAATAGACCTACTTATTTAGAACCTCCTTTTTTAAGATTTCAGCCTCTGGAACAAAAGCAAGCTACGCCTCCAGCACCAAATTCAGATAGACCCACGGCAATTGAAATAGCTGAAGCCCTGGCAACATCATTAGATAAACTTAGGGCACAAGTTAATAACCTTAATCCTCCGGCACCAGTTCAAACCTCGTCGCTGGCGCAAAACCAATCGGTCGGGGGGGCCCCAGCCCATCCTTGGGGCTGGGGCCCCCGATCCCCAGCCCCAAGGATGGGCTGGGGTTGGGGGCCCCTGCCCCAACTTGGGGCAGGGGCCCCCGAGCCCCCGAGCGCCTCTTCTGCAAGCAGCAGAAATCCCAGAATTTGATACGCTCTGGGGCTCGGGGGCCCCTGCCCCAAGTTGGGGCAGGGGCCCCCAACCCCAGCCCATAGTTGGGGCTGGGGCTCGGGGGCCCCAGCCCCAAGGATGGGCTGGGGCCCCCCGACCGCTTGCACACATTACGCCTCTGGAACAATCTACAACAACTCCAGCTCCAGATTTTATTCGGCTCGGGGGTCGGGGGGGGGCCCAGCCCATCCTTGGGGCTGGGGCCCCCCAACCCCCGACCACTTGCATTCCTTTTACCTTTGGAACAATCTACAACGGCTACGAACACAGATCAGACTACTCCTCTGGAACAATCTACAACAACTCCGCAGCCAGATTTTATTAGACTCGGGGGTCGGGGGTTGGGGGCCCCAGCCCCAAGGCCCCCAACCCCCGACCGCTTGCATTCCTTTTACCTTTGGAACAATCTACAACGACTACGAACACAGATCAGACTAAACCTCTGGAACAAAGTCAACAGCTGGCTCTGGAACTAAACCCAGATCTGACTCTGGAACAAATTCAACAACTGACTCTGGAACAAATTCAACAGCTGGCGCTGGAAGTCTGTCCAAAGCTGACTCTGGAACAAATTCAACAACTGGCTCTGGAACAAAGCCCAGATCTGACTCTGGAACAAATTCAACAACAGCCTCTGGAACAAATTCAACAACAGCCTCTGGAACAAAATACAAATCTAAGGAACAAATTCAACAACAGCCTCTGGAACAAAATCCAGATCTGACTCTGGAACAAAATCCAAATCTAACTCTGGAACAAACAACAGCCTCTGGAACAAAATTCAGATCTGACTCTGGAACAAAATCCAAATCTAACTCTAGAACAAAATCAACAAAAACCTCTAGAACAAAATACAGATCCGACTCTAGAACAAAATCAACAAAAACAAAGAGCAAACCAACAACAAAAGCAGCCTCGGGCACAAAAATTAAATACACCTATTAAACCCCCTAACAAATCCTCTTCTTTTTCAGATCTTATTCTTAGCCCTGATGAAGACCCTGTTCTTAACAGTTCTTCTAACACCAGCTTAAACCCCCTCTTAATTCTTCCATATCTTCTGAAACTGACCCTTATTGGAACAATCTCCTCCTTTCTAATTCTGTTAACCCTTTTCGTCTTATGGCTTTTCGTATTTCCCCTTCCCCTCGATGGCCGGGGTGGCTCGGGGGTTGGGGGTTGGGGGCCCCCGAGCCGTCCTTGGTTTTTCCTCGGGGGCCCCTAGCCCCAAGTTGGGGCTAGGGGCCCCCTTAAAACTAAGTATAGACCGAAGGGGTCTAGCTATACTTAGTTTTAAGGGTTGGGGGCCCCCGAGGAAAAACCAAGGGTTCGATGGCCACCCCGGCCATCGAGGGGAAAGCCCCAACTTGGGGCGGGGGCCCCCAACCCCCGACCATCGAACCCCCGGAAAACGTCCACCTTTTCCACAATCCCGCTTCTTTATCTCGTATCTTAACGGAACATGTAAAAGCCAAAACCTACGCTTATCAAGTTGAAAAAGGCCCTACCACTGGTTTAATCTACATTCAAGGTTTCTTTAAACTCGAAAAAAAAACTCGTACTTCTTCTATCTCTCGTCTACTTCAACGCTCTACTTTTACCCCCAATTCCCATATCTGGGTTCGTCCTGCAGTTGACGAAACCGCCATGTTTGTTTACTGTACCAAAAAAGAAACCCGTAGGTCCTTGGTCTGTCCCTTAACCATGGTGAAGACGTTACTTCGTAACAATCTTTACCCTTGGCAACAAAGCGTCCCAACCGCTTGAACCACGTACCATCCATTGGATCATTGACTGTCGTGGTTGTACCGGTAAAAGCGCCTTCTAGCTGTTGACCATAATGCCGCTTCCTTATGGCTCTTCCTTCGATGGCTCGGGGGCCCCAGCCCCAAGGCTGGGGCTCGGGGGCCCCCAGCCCCAAGGCTGGGGGCCCCCCCGACCACCCCGGCCCTTCCTTCCCTCTTTCCCTCCGGTCCCTACGGCTCCGGCTACCCTCCGGTCCGGCTATGTTTTCTCCCTCCTTCCCTACGGCTCCGGCTTATAATTAACTATAACTTTGTTATAGTTAATTATAAGCCGGAGCCTGGACCCTTTCAGTATTTTTCCCCTTATAAATAAGTTCAGCTCCTACCCTCCGGCTTCGGTCTGACTAAACTTATTTATAAGCCGGAGCCGGAGGGAACGAAGTGGTAGAGCCGGAGGGAAGGAGGAAACTTCCCTCTACCACTTCGTTCCCTCCGGCTTCGGTCTGACTAAACTTATTTATAAGCCGGAGCCGGAGGGAACGAAGTGGTAGAGCCGGAGGGAAGGAGGAAACTTCCTCGCCTTCTGCCTCGTAGGCCGGGGGTTCGATGGCCACCCCTTCTGCTGGGTTCGATGGCCCCCCCCCCCGGCCAGCGAGGGGCCATTGAAGGGGCGGTCGGGGGCCCCAGCCTTGGGGCTGGGGCCCTTCCTTGGTTTTTCCCATTAAAATGAACTATAACTTAGTTATAGTTCATTTTAATGGGAAAAACCAAGGAAGAGTCGGGGGCCCCTAGCCTTGGGGCAGGGGCCCCCAAGCCCGTCCTTGGTTTTTCCCCTTAAACCTAAGTATAGCTAGACCCCTTCGGTCTATACTTAGTTTTAAGGGGAAAAACCAAGAGAGAGCCGTAGGGGACCCCAGCCCATAATTGGGGCTGGGGCCCCCGAGTCCCTCTTCTGCTATACCGGTACTAAACGGCTCTTCTTCTAAATCGGTTCGGTAGCGGCCCTCTTCTTATTAAGGCTTCCTAAAACGCTTCGCCCTCTTACGCTCTACTACCCTTCTAGACTTACGCTCTGCTACCCTTCTATACTTACGCTCTGCTACCCTTATAAGACAGAGCTCTGCTACCCTTCGGTCGTGGGTTGGGGGCCCCAGCCCATCCTTGGGGCTGGGGTCGGGGGCCCCCAGCCCCAAGGATGGGCTGGGGCCCGTCCTTGTTTTTTCCCATTAAAATGAACTATAACTTAGTTATAGTTCATTTTAATGGGAAAAACCAAGGAAGAGTTGGGGGCCCCTAGCCCCAACTAGGGGCAGGGGCCCCCAAGCCCGTCCTTGGTTTTTCCCCTTAAAACTAAGTATAGACCGAAGGGGTCTAGCTATACTTAGTTTTAAGGGGAAAAACCAAGGAAGAGCCCCAGCCCATACTATGGGCTGGGGACCCCGAGTCCCTCTTCTGCGGGTTCTTCTTATTAAGGCTTAGCGGCTTCTTCTTATTAAGGCTTAGCGGCTTCCTAAATTCGCCCTCTTACGCTTCGCTCCGTCCGGTAGCGGCTTCCTAAACTGCGGACTTATAAGTAAGTAAGTAAGTAAGTAAGTAAGTAAGTAAGTAAGTAAGTAAGCTAGTACGCTACGCTAAGTAAGTAAGTAAGTAAGTAAGTAAGTAAGTAAAGGATTTCCTAATAAGAAAAATTTCTTATAAGTAAGTACGTAAGTAAGAAGTACCCTACGGTACAAGACCTCCCTTCTGCTACTTATAAGAGGATTCTACGTAGAAAGGGGTGCATTTTCCATTAAAAAGAGACACTTTCTCTATGCACCGTAGCTATTATAGGAAGAGACAGGCTCTTACTTACTTATAAGTAAGTAAAAGGGTTTTCTTATAAGTTAAGTAACTAGGGATTGCTCTTAAAAGAAAGAAAGAAAGAAAGAAAGAAAGAAAGAACCCGTAGCCGGAGGGTAGGGAGACCAGAGGGTAGAGGGAAAGGGGTAACCAGAGGAAGGAGGGAAAGGGGTAACCAGAGGAAGGAGGGAAAGAATCCTGCGCTTCAAGAAGAAACAGGTTTTTTTCGGTAAAGAAAAAATAGGTAGAACATAACTAACCCTTCTTCCTTATAATAGAGGCCCTTTTAAGCTTCAGATTCTTACTTATAAGTAATCAGAAGCATACTCCTTCTTCCTTCACCTTGCTCCTTTTGGCAGAACCGCTTACATCCAACTTTTCTAACTAGCTAGGAGCATAATGAAGGGAAAGGGCTGCTTCCCTTTTCGGGATAATACTTTACCTGAATCCTTTACCCTTATCTTATTATAGGAGCAATCCTAACCCTTCCCTCCTTTCCTCTCTTATAAAGAAAACTTCACCCTTTCTCTTACTCCTAATAAGAAACTTTAACTTATTAGGATCCTATTGGTCATGTTTTCAGAACTCCTTCTTTTCTAACTAGCTAGGAGCAGTTTAAAAGGAGCAGCCCTTCCTTCTCTCTTTCCCCTCTTCCTTGGGCTCGTAGGCCGCCCTTCGTTCCCCTCGCTGGCCGGGGCTCGATGGCCGCCCCCGGCCATCGAGGGGGTGGGTTCGATGGCCACCCCGGCCATCGAGGGGCCAGCGAACCCTTGGTTTTTCCCATTATAACTATTTATATTTAAATATAATTAGTTATAATGGGAAAAACCAAGGAAGGCCCTTCTCTCCTTCCCTTCGGTCCGGCTATGTTTTCTCCCTCCTACCCTCCGGCTCCGGCTTATAATTAACTATAACTTTGTTATAGTTAGTTATAAGCCGGAGCCGGAGGGTAGGAGGGAGAAAACATAGAGAGAGCCTTAGGGTAGGGAAAGATCCTTTAAAATGAACTATAACCTACTAAGTTATAGTTCATTTTAAAGGATCTTTCCAAGCCGGACCGAACCGAAGCCGAAGCCGTAGCCGTACCGAAGGGGAGGAGCCGAAGGGTAGCAGAAAGAGAGAGCCGGACCGGAGGGAAGCCGGACCGGAGGGAAGGAGAGAAGGGAGGGGAGGGAGCGCCGGAGCCGGAGGGAACGAAGTGGTAGAGGGAAGGAAGGGCCGGGGTGGTCGGGGGCTCGGGGGCCCCCAGCCCCAAGTTGGGGCAGGGGCCCCCAACCCCAGCCTTGGGGCTGGGGCCCTACCTTGGTTTTTCCCATTAAAATGAACTATAACTAAGTTATAGTTCATTTTAATGGGAAAAACCAAGGAAGAGCCCTTCTCTCCTTCCCTTCGGTCCGGCTTGGTTTTTCCCGTTAAAACAAAGTATAGTCTGACTATACTTTGTTTTAACGGGAAAAAACAAGGAAGAGCCCAGAGCACCGTAGGGCACCTAAACCCCTCTTCTGCGGCTCTCCCTTCCCTCTTACGCTCTGCTACCCTTCGGTCCCTACGGCTCCGGCTACCCTCCGGTACGGTCTTCTTCTAAATCGGTTCCCTCTTTTTCCGAGAGAACCTTTCTTACTTATAAGTAGGAGCAGTTCTTGCTAAAAAATGCCTTCTTTCCCTGCTATGAAGGGTAGCTCTTCCATTTTCTTACTTATAAGTAAGTAAGTAGGAGCAGTTCTTGCTAAAACTTCGGTAGAATAGTTGACATACTTAGGAAGGGAAAAAGAGATCCATTTTCTCTTACTTACTTATAAGTAGGAGACCGTAGGAGTCCCTCTCATATTAAGCCTTTACCTATAAGAATTTTTGTTGGTCTCCCCCTTTCTCTTATTCGGGCTTTAACTTCTCCTCCTCTAAGCAGGAACAGTTTGGAGCGAAGCGTAAGAGCCAAGAACACCTTCTTTTATAACCTACTAAGTAGAAGCAGTTCTTGCCCCTTTCCGTAAGAGCAATGAAGGGTAGAACCTTTCTTTAATGACTAGAAGGCCCTTCTTACTTTCGAGCCGATGCTTGCAGTACCTATAAAATTGGTTCTCTTTGTTGGTCTTCCCTTTCTCTTATTCTTATAAGTAAGTAAGCAAGCCTACTTTACTACTCTTCTTTCCTTTCAGCAGAAGAACAGCTCACACCTTCTTTTCTAACTAAGTAGAAGCAATCATAAACCTACTTATAATAGCCTCCCTGCAAGGGTAGCAAATTTCTTTAATGACTGGGAGATCTGCCCTTCTTACTTTCCATTCCGCCCCTTCTGCGCAGAAGTTCTGCTAACTCCTAAAATACACGCCTTCTTCTTTAAAGAACCCTCTTTTCCCTTCGGCTTAAAAAGGGCTGTCCTTGTTTTGTCTTCCCTACGGTGCTCTTTTCCTTGTTTTTTTCCCCCCTTAGAATTAACTATACTTTAGGTATCGTTAATTCTAAGGGGGGAAAAAAACAAGAGAGAGAGCCGTAGGGTACCCATTAGAATTAACTTATTAAGAACTTATAAGGTTATAGTTAATTATAATGGGGGGAAACCCAAAAAAAGGAAAAGAGCACCGTACCGAAAGCCGCGGAAGAGCCGTTTAGTACCGGAGCCGTAGCCGTCCCGGAGGGTAGGAAGGAGGCTCGGGGGTTGGGGCTCGGGGGCCCCAGCCCATAGTATGGGCTGGGGCCCCCAACCCCCCAACCCCCTACCGCCGTAGGGGATAGGGTAGGAGGGAACGAAGTGTAAGAGGGCCTTAGTTTCATTGGGGATAGGGGCCCATAGCGAAGCGTAAGAGGGCCGCGGAAGAGCCGTAGCCGTAGCCGGACCGGAGGGAAGGGCCGACGAAGACCGGAGGGAAGCCGGGCGGGGCGGAGCACCCGCCGGTTGCTCCGCCCCTTCGATGGCCAGGGGGTGGCCATCGAACCCCCGGAGCCGGAGGGTAGGAGTCTCAGGGAAGGAAGGGACCGAAGGAGGGGCTCGATGGCCGCCCTGTCCTTGTTTTATTCCCCTCCTACCCTCCGGCTCTTACGCTCTGCTACCCTTCGGTCCCTACGGCTCCGGTCGGGGGGCCCCTGCCCCAACTTGGGGCAGGGGCCCCCCGAGCCCCAGCCTTGGGGCTGGGGCTCGGGGGCCCCAGCCCCAAGTTGGGGCAGGGGCCCCCGAGCTCCGGCTAAAACCTAATTATAGACCGAAGGGGTCTAGCTATACTTAGTTTTAAACCGGAGGGGCGGAGAAAAACAAGGAAAGAAGGAGGCCATCGAGGCAGAAGGGCGGCATCTTATTAAGAGGGGAGGGGAGAGCCGGAGCCGTAGCCGGAGGGACCGAAGGGTAGCAGAGCGTAAGAGCCGGAGCTCGGGGGGGCCCCTGCCCCAACTTGGGGCAGGGGCCCCCCGACCGGAGCCGTAGGGACCGAAGGGTAGCAGAGCGTAAGAGCCGGACCGGACCGGAGGGTAGCCGGAGGGTAGAAGGGAGAGGAGGGGAGGGAAGGCCTACGGTGCTCTGGGTTTGCTCTTATAGACAGAGGCCTGCTATAACGAAGGGCCATAGAGAAGTGTGTTGGCAGCAGTTCTTGCACCGTAGGGAACCTTTCTCTTTTTTTTTCTTAGAAGCAAACTTTAACTTTCTATTTTCCGTTCAGCAGAAGAACAGCTCACACCTTCTTTTCTAACTAAGTAAAAGCAATCCTAACTTACTAAGAATAGCCCTTCGTAAGAGCAATGAAGGGTAGCAAGAACTTTTCTTTAATGACTAGAAGCAATGCCCTTCTTACTTTCCATTCCGGTTTCGCCCCTCTTCCTATGTTTGTTTTTCCCATTATAATTAACTATAACAAAGTTATAGTTAATTATAATGGGAAAAACAAACATAGGAGAGGCCGGGGTGGCCATCGAACCCACCCCCCCCCTCGATGGCCTCCTTCTTTCCTTGTTTTTCTCCACCCCTCCGGTTTAAACCTAAGTATAGCTAGACCCCTTCGGTCTATACTTAGGTTTAAACCGGAGGGGTGGAGAAAAACAAGGACAGGGCGGCCATCGAGCCCCTCTTCCTATGTTTTTCGGCCCCTAGCCCCAAGTTGGGGCTAGGGGCCCCCAACCCTTAAACCTAAGTTTAGACCGAAGGGGTCTAGCTAAACTTAGGTTTAAGGGTTGGGGGCCCCTAGCCCCAACTTGGGGCTAGGGGCCGAAAAACATAGCCGGACCGGAGGGAAGAAGGGCCGGGGTGGCCATCGAACCCGAAGGAGGCCTCCTTCTTTCCTTGTTTTTCTACACCCCTCCGGTTTAAACCTAAGTATAGTCAGACTCTACTTAGGTTTAAGCCGGAGCCGTACCGGGGGGACCGAAGGGTAGCAGAGCGTAAGAGGCCGAAGGGTAGAAGAGCGTAAGAGCCGGAGCCGTAGGGACCGGAGGGGAAGAGGGGAGGAAAACATAGGACAGGGTCGGGGGGCCCCAGCCCATAGTTGGGGCTGGGGCCCCCGAGCCCCAGCCCCAACTATGGGCTGGGGCCCCCGAGCGGCCATAGAGCCCCTTCGATGGCCAGGGGGTGGCCATCGAAGGGTTCGATGGCCACCCCCTCTTCCTATGTTTTCCTCCCACCTTCCCTACGGCTCCGGCTCTTACGCTCTGCTACCCTTCGGCCTCTTACGCTCTGCTACCCTTCGGTCCCTCCGGTACGGCTCCGGCTTAAACCTAAGTAGAGTCTGACTATACTTAGTTTTAATGGTTGGGGGCCCCTAGCCCCAACTTGGGGCTAGGGGCCCCCGAGGAAAAATATAGGAGAGGCCTGCTTGGAAGAAGGGCGGCCATCGAGCCCCGGCTGCTTCAGCGAGGGGTCGGGGGCTCGGGGGCCCCTGCCCCAACTTGGGGCAGGGGCCCCCGAGCCCCCGAGCCATCGAGGGGAAAGCCTATTATAACTAATTATAACTTCGTTATAATTAGTTATAATAGGTCGGGGCACCCCTCTAGGGACGAGAGTAGTTATTGCGGCCGTTATAGACGAACCCCCTCTTAAAAGGGCTTCTACTGAAAGGTTCGAGAGAAGGGCCTCTTTCCCCTTCGGTAAGGGGCGCAAAGAGCCCGGCGGTCCTGCTCTTCGGCTATCAAACAAAGGAAAGCCTCTTTCAGTGCCGCCGAAGCCCAAAACTGATAAGTAAGATCTTCCGCCTGCTTTCGGACTCTGGCAGAAGAACCAGCAGGAGGAAAGCGGTCTCCGCCGAACAGCAGCAGAAATACTAGCTTATCAGTCCTGCTGGAAAACAAAGGACAGCCCTCAGCGGTTTCTTATACTTATAGGTATACTTATAAGTAAGTAAACCAGCACCAGCAGCCCCGACCAAACGGGCCCTTCTGCGAGAAGAACACCAAGAAGCGGCGAAGCTTCCTGCACTTACTTACTTATAAGTGCGCAGGAAGCCTTATAAGGGGCAAAGAAGGCATTTTATAAGGATCGCTGCTCTTTCGCTGCGTATGAAGAAAGGAACAGCGGTTCTTATAAGTAAGTAAGTTTTTTATTCTTTGTTTCTTTTAAAAAAGCTTAATTAATAAAAACAAATTTTTTATTAAAGAATTAAAGAAACATAAGCATTACTTTTAATTCTTTAATTATTTATATAAAGCGGAAAGCTAAAATCATAGTAGCGCAAAAGATGGGAAATCATACAAATATAGCAACAACGCAGAGTTACTTAAGAATTTGGTGCGAACCATATCTAAATTAGTATAGCGCAGGTTGTTGGACGGTTTGATACTTTTAAAACAAAAAAGCTGTCAGGTAATAGTAGATCTTACTTATAAGTAAGTGTTTGTGGAACGAAGTTCTACTAAAGGCAGAGCAGACCGTAGTATCCTGGCTTAACTTATAAGTATAGTTAAGTCTACTATAGTTAAGTATAGTTAAGTATAGTTAAGTATAGTTAAGTATAGTTAAGTATAGTTAAGTATAGTTAAGTATAGTTAAGTATAGTTTAGTATAGTTAAGTTAAGTATAGTTAAGTTAAGTATAGTTAAGTTAAGTAAGTCTCACTGTTCAACTTGTCCTTCTACAAATTAGGACGAGCAGCAGCAATGTTCAACCTTTTTAGTTGAACGCGTGGTAGGGGAAAAAAAAAGAAAAGCAGCCTCTCGACCGGTGTTCGAGAGGAGCAACCGGTTGCAAGAACCGCAGAACACCGGCATTCTGTCTTTGTTTTTTCCCATTATAATTAACTATAACTTAGTTATAGTTAATTATAATGGGAAACCGGTGCTTGGGAAAGTTCCTTCGGGGTTCGATGGCCACCCCCTCGTTGGGTTCGAAGGCCACCCCCTCGATGGCCGCAGAAGGGGCGGCCATCGAGCCCCGGCCAACGAGGGGCCTCCTTCTTTCCTTGTTTTTCCTCTACCCCTCCGGCCTCCCTCCTACCCTACGGCTCCGGTTCCCTCTACCACTTCGTTCCCTACGGCTCCGGCTACCCTCCGGTCCGGCTTAAACCTAAGTATAGACCGAAGGGGTCTAGCTATACTTAGTTTTAAACCGGAGGGGCGGAGAAAAACAAGGACAGGGCGGCCAACGAGCCCCTACCCTACGGCTCTCTCTTAGGTAAGTTTTCCTCTACCCCTCCGGCCTCCCTCCTACCCTACGGCTCCGGTTCCCTCTACCACTTCGTTCCCTACGGCTCCGGCTACCCTCCGGTCCGGCTTAAACCTAAGTATAGACCGAAGGGGTCTAGCTATACTTAGTTTTAAACCGGAGGGGCTATATGGCCGCTCGGGGGCCCCTAGCCCCAAGGCTGGGGGCCCCCCTTCTGCGGCCATCGAGGGGGTGGAGAAAACATAGCCGGACCGAAGGGAAGGAGCGAAGGGCCGGGGGCGGCCATCGAGCTCCTGCTGCTGGGTTCGATGGCCACCCCGGCTGCTACAGCGAGGGGTCGGGGGCTCGGGGGCCCCAGCCCCAAGTATGGGCTGGGGCCCCCGACCGCCCTTCTTTCCTTGGTTTTTCCCATTAAAACTAATTATATTTAAATATAATTAGTTTTAATAGGAAAAACCAAGGGTTCGATGGCTCGGGGGGGGGCTCGGGGCCCCTGCCCCAAGTTGAGGCAGGGGCCCCCAACCCCAGCCTTGGGGCTGGGGCCCCCGAGCCATCGAACCCCCGGTTGGGGCGGAGCAACCGCCGGGTGCTCCGCCCCTTCGATGGCCAGAGGGTGGTCGGGGGGCCCCCAGCCTTGGGGCTGGGGGCCCCCGAGCCCCAGCCTTGGGGCTGGGGCCCCCGAGCCATCGAACCCCCGGCGGCTCTTCCTGCAGCACAAACTAGGATGCAGCAGAAGAAGAGCCGCCTTAACGTTGCAAGAACCGCCTTTAAGAATAAAAAAGGTAAACCGGCAAGAACCCCTTTCCTATTATAACTAACTATACTTAGTGCAGTACCCTTCGGTTCTAATAGGATAAGTAAAAGGAGCACGGTCTGCTGGTTCCCCTTATAGGATGGGCCCCTTGGAGGATCCATTCTAAATAAGTTTAGTTAGACTAAACTTATAAGATAAGGGGCGGCTCTTCCGGCAGCCGCCATTTTCTCTCTTATGTAAGTTTCATAGCCGAAGAGCAGGACCTCAGGGTCTACTGCTGCTGTTCTTCGAAGAACAGCATTTTTAAAGGAGCAGACCGAAGGGTCTTCTGGCAGCATTTTTTACAGCAGTTCTTGTCCGAAGAACAGCAGCAGAATAGCTTTCAGTCTTATAAGTAAGTAAGAGAGTAAGAGAGTACCCTACGGTAAGCTAGTAAGAGAGTAAGAGAGTAAGAGAGTAAGAGAGTAAGAGAGTAAGTAAGAAATTTCTGAACCCCTAGACTGAAATCAACAGCAGAGTTGTGGCCTTGGCTAGGTGGCAGCCTTCCTTTCCGTTTCTCATTAACTATACTTAGGTATAGTTAATGAGAAACGGAAAGGAAGGCCGCCGGGGCGTAGCACCCGGTCGGGGGTTCGATGGCCCCTCGCTGGCCCCTCGCTGAAGCAGCCGGGGTGGTCGGGGGCCCCAGCCCCTACTTGGGGCTGGGGCTCGGGGGCCCCAGCCCCAAGTAGGGGCTGGGGCCCCCAAGCCATCGAACCCGGGGCTATATGGCCGCCCTTCTTCAGGCCATATAGGGGGTGGCCATCGAACCCAGCAGAAGGGGTGGTCGGGGGGGCCCAGCCCATACTTGGGGCTGGGGCCCCCGAGCCCCAGCCCATACTTGGGCTGGGGCTCGGGGGCCCCAGCCCCAAGTATGGGCTGGGCCCCCCCGAGCCATCGAACCCCCGAGCGGTTGCTCCGCACAAGAAGACCGGTCTCGCCCCCTTTCAGTGCCCCCGACCAAGAACGGCTGCTCCTTTTAAGAACCCTTCGGCTCTTTCCTTTCAGTAAGGTCTACTTATAAGTAAGACCGTAGGGTACTAGAAGGACTGAAAGGGTACATGCTTGGGCTCGGGGGCCTATAGCCTCTGCAGCAGTAGGAACGCCCCGCCCTTCAGTCTAGGGGCCACTGAAAGGGGTCAGGGCACTGTACTCTGCCAGGCCACTGAGAGTTCTGAAAGGGTAGCGCAGAAGGGCTGCTGCTGGCAGAAGACCCTTTCAGGGACTGAAGGGCGGGGCGTTCCTACTGCTGCAGACAAGGCAGGGGCTAGGGGCCACTGAAAGGGTCTTCTGCCAGCAACCGCCCCGCGTAGGCCGCTTTCAGTCCTGCTTCCTGAAGGGCGGGGCGTTCCTCCTGCTGCAGGAAACAAAGGAAAGAGCCTTTCTTATTATAATTCAGTCTACTTAGGTAGAATTATAAGACGAAACCTTCTATACTAGGCCGCTGAGGGGACTTATAAGTAAGTAAGTAAGTAAGTAAGTAAGTAAGTAAGTAAGTAAGTAAGTAAGTAAGTAAGTAAGTAAGTAAGTAAGAGAGTAAGAGAGTAAGTAAGTAAGTAAGTAAGTATAAGTAAGGTCTTCCTCTTTTCAGGCTAATGGGCATAAAAAGAGGAAGACTTTACTTATACTCTCTTACTCTCTTACTCTCTTACTCTCTTACTCTCTTACTCTCTTACTCTCTTACTCTCTTACTCTCTTACTCTCTTACTCTCTTACTTACTCTCTTACTCACTTCCTCTCTTACTCTCTTACTCTCTTACTCTCTTACTTACTTACTTACTTACTTACTTACTTACTTACTTACTTACTTACTTATAAGTCCAAGAAAACCCGACCTTTTCCTGCATTCTGCAGACTGAAAGCGGCCCGAGGGTAGTAAAGCGCAGCCTGTAATATGGGCTATGGGAGAGCTGCAGAAACCGCTGGGGCGGAGCACCCAGCGGGTGCTCCGCCCGCTGGCCTCCGACAACGAAGTTGGTCTTCCGCTATAGTAAGGTACGGGCTGAGACGTTAAAGGGTAGTTTTGATAGTTAGTAACAAAAAAATGCCTGTAAAAAAACAGGATTTTTCAAAACCGTCTTTATTTAATTAAAAATGTAACTAGAAAATAACACTGCTAAAACGAAAATTAATAAAAGTCCAAAATATAGACTTGTACGGTTTAATTCTACTACTTGTTTATTTGGATTTGGTCTAGCCATATATATTTTTCCTTATGTAATAGGGTCTTTGTTTATCAGCCCTTTAAGATTTTTTACTTATAAGAAGATTTTGACTTACTTATCAAAAGTTAGTCAAAAAGCAAACAAAAAAATGTAGATGAGTACCTAATTATAGTCTTCATATTAAAAAATATTAACGTTGAATAAATTGCATAGCTGTAATTGCACCTAAAAAGAAAATAGTTGGAACAGCAATTCCGTGAATAGCCAACCAACGTACTGTAAAAATTGGGTATGTAATAACTTCAGCTGTTTTTCTTGTAGTCATATTTATTGTTTAAAAAGTAAAAAAACAGAAAAAGCTTTTCTATTTTTAGAAATTTAAATATTATTGGTATTTTGCTTATTATTATAATAATTAATACTAAAAAAGGAGGAACAGTATAGCTAAAAAAGGAGTCAAAGACTTAAGTAAGTCTATTAGGGTAAGGCAGGAAAGGTAATGAAGGGCGGCCTTTTCCTTCTACTTATAAGTCGTTTACCCTTGCTTTCTTTTAGGAAACGCCCTACTTACTTAACTTCCTACCTTCGTTCCTTCTAAGACTTCATTTTTTATAGCAGTGCCTAGCTGTTCCACCCATTCTTACATATAAGTGTTCATCCCTTAACTTAATAGGTCTACCTTTTCCCTTCTTTTCTTATTATTTCCCTTATATATAAGGTTGCCGTTAATAATAAAAAATAAGAAGGGTGGGCCTCCTTTGTTTCATAGCCGAAGAGCAGGACCTCAGGGTTCGCCGAAGGAGGTTTCCTCTTCCCCTCGATGGCCGGGGTGGCCATCGAACCCCCCGGCCTCCTTCTTTCCTTGTTTTTTCGGCCCCTAGCCCCAAGTCTGGGCGGGGCCGCCTTCGGTCTAGGGGCCCCATTAAAACTAAGTATAGCTAGACCCCTTCGGTCTATACTTAGTTTTAATGGGGCCCCTAGACCGAAGGCGGCCCCGCCCAGACTTGGGGCTAGGGGCCGAAAAAACAAGTACAGGGCGGTTGGGGGCCCCCGCCCCTACTTGGGGCTGGGGCCCCCGAGCCCTTCTCTCCTTCCCTCCGGTCCGGCTATGTTTTTCCCGTTAAAACTAAGTATAGACCGAAGGGGTCTAGCTCTACTTAGGTTTAAGCCGGAGGGGAGGAGAAAACCAAGGAAGAGCCCCTTCGATGGCCAGCAGAAGGGTGGCCATTGAACCCCCGGGTTCGAAGGCCACCCCCTCGATGGCCGGGGGCGGCCATCGAGCCCCGGCTGCTTCAACGAGGGGCCCTTCCTTCCTCCTCTCCTACGGCTCCGGCTCTCCTTCCCTCCGGTCCGGTCCGGCTCTCCCTCCCTCATACCCTACGGATACGGCTCCGGTTCGGTACGGCTATGTTTTCTCCACTTCTTCGGTTTATAATTAACTATAACTTTGTTATAGTTAATTATAAGCCGGAGCCGGAGCCGTAGCCGTAGGGTAGGAGGGAGGGAGGGAGAAAACATAGGAAGAGGGGAAAGGCCGCCCTTCTTCCTCGACATGGCAGTATTCGTTCTTCTAGAAGGGGTCCAGCGCCCTTGCCTTGTCTGTAAACCAGCCTAACGAACCCGCCTTACTGAAAGGAAAGAGCCGAAGGTTTTTTAAAAGGAGCAGCAGTTCTTGGTCTCCCCCTCAAGAACTGCCATGTCGAGGAAGAAGGGCGGTCGGGGGGCCCCAGCCCATACTTGGGGCTGGGGTCGGGGGCCCCCAGCCCCAACTATGGGCTGGGGGTCGGGGGCCCCTAGCCCCAACTTGGGGCAGGGGCCCAACTTGGGGCAGGGGCCCCCAAGCCCGTCCTTGGTTTTTCCCATTAAAATGAACTATAACTTAGTTATAGTTCATTTTAATGGGAAAAACCAAGGAAGAGTCGGGGGCCCCTAGCCCATACTTGGGGCAGGGGTCGGGGGCCCCAACTTGGGGCAGGGGCCCGTCCTTGGTTTTTCCCCTTAAACCTAAGTATAGTCAGACTATACTTAGTTTTAAGGGGAAAAACCAAGGAAAAGCCCGTTCTTGGTTTTTCCCATTAAAATGAACTATAACTAAGTTATAGTTCATTTTAATGGGAAAAACCAAGGAAAAGCCCGTTCTTGGTTTTCCTCTTACGCTTCGCTCCCTCCGGCTTAAAACTAAGTATAGCTAGACCCCTTCGGTCTATACTTAGTTTTAAGCCGGAGCCGTAGGGACCGGAGGGAAAGAGGGGAGAAAACCAAGAGAGAGCCGTAGGGGACCCCAGCCATACTTGGGGCTGGGTCCCCCGAGCCTACGATTCCCCTAGAAGAACCCCGAAGCAGCCTTGTCCAGCAGAAGAACCAGCAGTTCTGAGAACCCCCTTCGGTCTCTCTCCCCTTCTATAAGAACGAATCCTTCCATGTCGAGGAAGAAGGGCGGCTCGGGGGACCCAGCCCATAGTATGGGCTGGGGCCCCCAACCCCCGACCGTTCTGCTCCTTAAAAAGAACCCCTGTTACTGAAAGGTCTTCCCTGCTCTATGCCACTGAAAGGTCTTCCCTTCTCTATGCCCCTGAAAGGTCTACTTATAAGCTAACCCTTCGGTCCTTAAACTGAAAGGAACTGGGCTGCTGCACTGCAAGGACTGAAAGGATCCGGGGGTTCTTCTAGTAGGCCGCAAGAACCGGCTGCTTCTAAGAGGAAAACCGGGCTGCTGAACTGAAAGGTCTTCCTCCTGCTGCAGGGATAGAACATCAAAAATAACTAAAAAAAAATATGCTGTTAAAGATTTTTACAATTTACTAAAAACTATTTAGTAAAAAAAGAAAGCAATTCTTACCAACACTGTTTTTAGAATCAATATGCAAAATATCAATAAAAACCTTTATTGATAATAATAACTAACCGTTTTTATACGGACCCTTCTAAAAGGGAAGGAAAAAAATAAACTATAATATAAAAATGTAAAAGAAAACAATTAAATCCATAAAGTACTGCAAAGGAGTCTAGGTAGGTTACACTTCGTATGTTCCTATCCTTTATCCTCTAAAAAAACATAGTAACACATGACTTATAAGTAAGTTAAGTCCCTTTGGTTAAGTTTAACGCTGTTCTTTCCTAGGAACCCCTAATAGGTTTCCTTCTTAAGCAACCTATTTAGGTTACTGCTCCCCCTAAGGATTTCTATTTTACCCATAGGTAAAACTGCTTTCTTCCTTTTTCCTCTTATATAAGGGAGGGCTGCTGAGCCTTTCCCTTATCTAAGAATACAGCCCCCCCCCTTTGGGATAAGCTGATCTTACTTACTTATAGGTGTTTAGCCTTACTTACTTACTTACTTACTTACTTATAAGAACACTAAACTTATAATTTTAGCATTAGGAGGCTGTTTATACCCCCTGTTCCCTTTTTTTGGGCTGAAAAGATAGCCTGCTTCTATACTTTCTTTTCGTATTATAGCTTTTTACCTCTGGACGAAGGGCTGCTTTAGTAAGAGCCGTAAAAAGCTAGATTTAGATAAGAAGGGATAGAAGCATTCTTGCACTAATAAGTAAGACCTTCTGCTGTCTTACGCATCTACGTTGCTATAAGGAGCATTCGGGGTTTCTTTCTTCCTTTACTGTTTTCCTTTTTTCTCCCTTTTCTTTCTACCTTCGGGGCTTAGTGTTTCTAATTAATTTCCTATAGGTTTTCCCCTATGCCTACAGAGCAGCAATTTCTGCAGCTTTAAGCAGAAGACCGGTAAACCGCTCGGGGCGGAGCACCCGCCGGGTGCTCCGCCCCCGACCGGGGGTTCGATGGCTCGGGGGCCCCAGCCCCAAGTATGGGCTGGGGCTCGGGGGCCCCCAGCCCCAAGTATGGGCTGGGGGCCCCCAACCCCCGACCACCCCCCTAGCCCTCGAACCCCCGAGCGTTTGCTTTCCTCCGCTTTCCCGCCGGTTTCCAATTATAATTAACTATAACTTAGTTATAGTTAATTATAATTGGAAACCGGCGGGAAAGCGGTGCTTGGGGTTCGATGGCTCGGGGGCCCCAGCCCATAGTATGGGCTGGGGCCCCCGACCATTCCCCTGGCCATCGAAGGGGCTCTTCCTTGTAAAGATCCATTAAAATGAACTATAACAAAGTTATAGTTCATTTTAATGGATCTTTACAAGCCGGACCGAAGGGAAGCCGTAGGGAAGAAGGAAGGGCTCGGGGGGCCCCAGCCCATACTTGGGGCTGGGGCCCCCGAGCCCCAGCCCCAAGTATGGGCTGGGGCCCCCGACCGCCCCGGCCTACGAGCCGGAGGGAAGGAGAGCACAAGAAGACCGGTTTCCCGGTCCCCCCCCCCCGAGGAGCCGCCAGCAGACCTTTCAGCTGGGGCTGCAGGATCCTACGTAGGCATCGGGAAGACGCGGGGCCCCAGAAGACCGGGTCTTCCTATCCCTTTTTTTATAATAATTAACTTACTTAGAGGTAGGCTAATTATTAAAAGAAAAGGGGATAGGGCTTTCCTTTGTTTTGAACGGTTTCCTAATCTAATTAACTATAATTTAGTTATAGTTAATTCTAATGGGGCTTTCCTTTGTTTTCTCCCTTCCTTCGGTTCCTTTTCCCTTCTAATTTTAGACCGAAGGGGTCTAGCTAAACTTATTTATAATGGGCTAGGTATTTTTACCATTATAAATAAGTCTAGCCTCTACCCCCTCTTCCTATGTTTTTCCTCGGGGGCCCCTAGCCCCAAGTTGGGGCTAGGGGCCCCCAACCCCTTAAACCTAAGTATAGACCGAAGGGGTCTAGCTATACTTAGTTTTAAACCGGAGGGGCTATATGGCCGCCACCCGGCCCGGGGGTGGAGAAAACATAGGAGAGGCCTTCCTTGGTTTTTCCTCGGGGGCCCCTAGCCCCAACTTGGGGCTAGGGGCCCCCGACCATTAAAAGGAACGATAACTTAGTTATCGTTCCTTTTAATGGTCGGGGGCCCCTAGCCCCAACTTGGGGCTAGGGGCCCCCGAGGAAAAACCAAGGAAGGCCTCGTTGGCCGCCCCCGGCCAACGAGGGGGCGGCCATCGAGCCCCTCCGGTCCCTCCGGCTTCGGTCTGACCGAAGCCGTAGCCGTAGCCGTAGCCGTAGCCGGACCGGAGGGTAGCCGTAGCCGTAGCCGTAGGGAAGGATGGAGGAAGGAACCGGAGCCGTAGGGACCGGACCGGAGCCGGACCGGCCCGAACCGGAGGGTAGCCGTAGCCGTAGCCGTAGCCGTAGCCGTACCGGAGGGAAGCCGGACCGGACCGGACCGAAGGAGAGGACCGTAGGGTAGAGCCGGACCGAAGGGTAGCCGGAGGGTAGAAGGAAGGAACCGGAGCCGTAGGGACCGAAGGGTAAGAGCCGGACCGGACCGAACCGGACCGGACCGGAGGGTAGGAGAGGAAGGAGGCCGCCGTAGGGGATAGGGTAGCGAAGTGGTAGAGGAGCCGGAGGGTAGAAGGTAGGCCGTAGCCGGAGGGGCGGTAGTAGGGAAGGGAGAGCCGGACCGGACCGGAGGGTAGCCGGGGCCGTACCGGAGGGAGCGAAGCGTAAGAGGTCGAAAAGAGAGAGGGAAGGGAGAGACGGACCGGACCGGAGCCGTAGGGAAGAAGGGAGAGCCGGACCGGAGCCGTATCCGTACCGGACCGGAGGGTAGGAGAGGAGCCGAAGGGTAGCAGAAAGAGAGAGGGGAGGGAGATAAGGAAGGAGCCGGAGCCGTAGGGACCGAAGGGTAGCAGAGCGTAAGAGGGAAGGGAACGAAGTGGTAGAGGGAGCCGGACCGGACCGAACCGGAGGGTAGCCGGAGCCGTAGGGACCGAAGGGTAGCAGAGCGTAAGAGCCGGAGGTTAGGAGGGAAGGGAGAGCCGGAGCCGTAGCCGTAGCCGTACCGGACCGGACCGAAGGGAACGAAGTGGTAGAGGAGAGGCCGCCGTAGGGGAAAGGGTAGCAGAGCGTAAGAGGCCGAAGGGTAGCAGAAAGAGAGAGCCGGAGCCGTACCGGAGGGAGCGAAGCGTAAGAGGACGAAGTGGTAGAGGGGAGGGGAGGAAGGAAGGGACCGTAGGGTAGAAGAGCCGGACCGGAGCCGTAGCCGTCCCGGACCGGAGGGACCGAAGGGTAGCAGAAAGAGAGAGACCGAAGGGTAGCAGAGCGTAAGAGGCCGAAGGGTAGCAGAAAGAGAGAGCCGGAGGGTATGAGGGGAGAGGAGGCCGTAGCCGGAGGGGCGGAGCGAAGCGTTAGAGGCCGGAGCCGTACCGGAGGGAGCGAAGCTAGAGAGGGCGAAGCGTAAGAGGGGAGGGGAGCTAGACTTATTTATAATGGTAATAATTCTCCCTTCGGACCTCTCGTAGAAGCAGGTTCGATGGCCGCTCGGGGGGCCCCAGCCCATACTATGGGCTGGGGTCGGGGGCCCCTAGCCCCAACTTGGGGCAGGGGCCCCCAAGCCCGTTCTTGGTTTTTCCCCTTAAAACTAAGTATAGTCAGACTATACTTAGTTTTAAGGGGAAAAACCAAGGAAGAGCCATCGAACCCGCCGGTGCTTGGAGGCTGCTTCTACGAGGGGAAACAGTTTAATAAATAATAGGGCAAAGTAAAAAAGACAAGGTATAATAATAAGTTTAACATAAAAAATGACATAATGTTTTATTATCTATACAAAAAAAATTGTGATGTGTTTAATGTTAGTAAAATCCCAATAAAAACCTTATCTTAGTAAAACTTATATTATATTTTATAGTTAAAGTAATGTATATTACATAATATATACGATTTTTTACATACATTCAGAAAAAGTATTACAGTTTTTAGAAAAACCTAAATAAAAACATATGAAATTTTTTTGCTACTTTTGCTTTTTTATTTTCGTTATTTATATATCTTATATAATTAAAACGTCTACTCCCCCATTAAAATATACGTCTTTAATGTCTTTTTCCCTTTCGCTTTTTGACTGTCTAAAAACAACTTGTTTGTACCTCTCTAAAGGAGACCTGGAACGTCGTTAATTTTTTGGTCTAACTCTGCCTTTTGGTTCTTGTGGTATTGCCCCTAAGAAGGGGTACGATAACTTCGTACAGTTGAACTTATACCAAAAAATGGAGACCTAACTAATAAGTATTTAAGCGCAGTTATACTTATAACTACTTATAAGGTTCGCCCTTCGCCCTTTTCCCCCCGTTCGTTCGCTGCTTAGTTTAGATACCTCTACCCTTTCTTTACTCTCACCTTTTTCTTCTCAAAGGGGCAAACGGGCTGCTTCGATTCAAAGGTTCAGCTCTTCTAATTAAGTATACTTACTAACCGAAGGGTACTGGCTTACCAAAGGGTATGCCCGAAGGGGTACTGGCTTCCCGAAGGGTATTCCCGAAGGGTACTGGCTTACTTATAAGTATACTTAATAAGAAAATTAATGAAAGGGGTCAGCGAGTCTCCGCAGCTCTATATTTTTCCACGGAAAGGTCTTTTATTTTAAAAGAGTCGGGGCACTGAAAGGTCCCTGGCCCAAACGCTCTTATATTTTTTTTATTTAGGTCTTATAAGTAAGTAAGCCAGTACGCTTCGCTAAGTAAGTAAGTAAGCCAGTACGCTTCGCTAAGTAAGTAAGTAAGCCAGTCCGCTCCGCTAAGTAAGTAAGTAAGTAAGCCAGTCCGCTTCGCTAAGTAAGTAACCGAAGGGTAGTGGGCCAGTACGCTTCGCTAAGTAAGTAAGTAAGCCAGTACGCTTCGCTAAGCCAGTCCGCTACGCTAAGTAAGTAAGTAAGTAAGCCAGTCCGCTTCGCTAAGTAACCGAAGGGTAGTGGGCCAGTACGCTTCGCTAAGCCAGTACGCTTCGCTAACCGAAGGTTAGTGGGCCAGTACGCTTCGCTAAGTAACCGAAGGGTAGTGGGCCAGTACGCTTCGCTAAGCCAGTACGCTTCGCTAACCGAAGGGTAGTGGGCCGTCCTCCGCTTTCCCTCCGGTTCTCCACCCCCGGCCGCAGAAGGGGCGGCCATCGAGCCCCTTCGGTTTAAAATTAACTATAACCTGGTTATAGTTAATTTTAATGGGAAAAACCAAGGAAACGCTTCGCTAAGTAACCGAAGGGTAGTGGGCCAGTCCGCTACGCTAAGTAACCGAAGGGTAGTGGGCCAGTACGCTTCGATAAGCCAGTCCGCTTCGCTAAGTAACCGAAGGGTAGTGGGCCAGTCCGCTTCGCTAAGCCAGTACGCTTCGCTAAGCCAGTCCGCTTCGCTAAGTAACCGAAGGGTAGTGGGCCAGTCCGCTTCGCTAAGCCAGTACGCTTCGCTAACCGAAGGGTAGTGGGCCAGTACGCTTCGCTAAGCCAGTACGCTTCGCTAACCGAAGGGTAGTGGGCCAGTACGCTTCGCTAAGTAAGCAAGTAAGCAATTAAGTAAGACTGTTCGGCTTACTCTTTGTTTTAAAGCCGAAGAGCGTCTTTCCTTGTTTTTTCCCATTATAATAAACTATAACTAAGTTATAGTTTATTATAATGGGAAAAAACAAGGGTGGCTCGGGGGCCCCAGCCCATAGTATGGGCGGGGGCCCCCGACCACCCCCTCGATGGCTGCTTCGTAAGAAGGGCGGCCATCGAACCCCTTCGATGGCCAGGGAATGGCCACCCCCGGGTTCGAAGGCTCGGGGCCCCAGCCCATAGTATGGGCTGGGGTTGGGGGCCCCTGCCCCAACTTGTGGCTGGGGGCCCCCGAGCCCCCGACCACCCCCCTCGATGGCCGCAGAAGGGGCGGCCATCGATCCCCGGCCAACGAGGGCCCTTCCTTCCTACTACCCTCCGGCTCTCCCTTCCCTCTACCACTTCGTTCCCTACGGCTCCGGCTTACCTCCGGTCCGGCTATACCCTACGGCTCCCCTCTACCACTTCGTCTCCCTTCTACCCTCCGGCTACCCTCCGGTCCGGTACGGCTCCGGTTCCTTCTTCCCTCCGGCTCTACCCTACGGTCCTCTCCTTCGGTCCGGGCCGGCTCCGGTCCGGTGGTCCGGCTTACCTCCGGTCCGGCTATGTATTCTCCACCCCCTAGATGGCCGGAAGAAGGGCGGCCATATAGCCCCTTCGGTTTAAAATTTTAGCTAGACCCCTTCGGTCTAAACTTATTTTTAAACCGAAGGGGCTATATGGCCGCCCTTCTTCCGGCCATCTAGGGGGTGGAGAAAACATAGGAAGAGGGGAAAGCCCTATTATAATTCACTATAACTAAGTTCTAGTTTATTATAATGGGCTGGGGGCAGCAAGAACTGCCCGCTTACCCCTTTCTTCTTGGAACAGGTTTTTCCTCTTCTAGAAGGGGTTAGCGGGCCGTTCTTGCTGCTCCCAGAGACCGAAGGGGGGGTTTCTGCTGCAGACGTATCAGGGGCTAGAACTGCTCCGGGGTTTTCTCTAATAACCCCCTCGAAGCATTTAATGGGTACGTTCGAACCCCCCCCCTCGAAGCAAGTCTTAAAGGGGCGGCTGTTATAGAAGAACCCCCTCGAAGCATTTAATGGTTCCGTTCGAGAAGACCCCCTGAGGTCTCTGGGGCCCCCTTCGGTCTGGGGGCAGCAAGAAATGCGCGCCGAAGGAGCCGAAGGAGGACCCTTTCTTCTCTTGGGGCTAGAAGGGGAGAGAGGCCGAAGGGGGCTGCTACGCGGCCCCCAGACGTAGCAGGGGAGAGGACTGAAAGGGGTCCTCCTTCGGCTCCTTCGGCGCGCATTTCTTGCTGCCCCCAGGCCACTGAAAGGGGTTAGCGGGCCGATCTGACCGGTTTTCACTAACGACCGGACTACTGGCTCCTTAAAGGGGCGCAGAGAGCCCTTCTTCCTCGTAGGCTTTAGCGAAGGGAAAGAGAGAAGGGCGGTCGGGGGCCCCAGCCCATACTTGGGGCTGGGGCCCGTCCTTGGTTTTTCCCCTTAAAACTAAGTATAGTCAGACTATACTTAGTTTTAAGGGGAAAAACCAAGGAAGAGCCTACTCTTAACAAACAAACAAACAAACAAACAAACAAACAAACAAACAAACAAACAAACAAACAAACAAACAAATAAGAAATCGAAAGGGAGTTATTGAAGGGCGGACGGTCGAGGCCCTCGTAGGCCTTCTTGGTGCAAGAAACGAAGGGCGGCCTTTATAGAATAACCCCTCTTATTAGGACTTTAAGGATAGAAGAAGGGCACCTTTAAGGGTCTTCCGGAAGAGAGCCCTTCTTCCTCTTATTAGGACTTTAAGGATAGAATACGGGTCGGGGGCCCCAGCCCATACTTGGGGCTGGGGCCCCCGAGCCCCAGCCCATACTTGGGGCTGGGGCTCGGGGGCCCCAGCCCCAAGTATGGGCTGGGCCCCCCCCCGAGCGGCCGAATCTTAACAAACAAACCGAAGGAGGGAAAAAAAAACGAAGGAGGGCAAAAAACCCGAAGGGTACAGGAAAAAAAACGAAGGAGGGCAAAAAAAACGCCGAAGCCGGAACGGAGCCGTACCGTAGGTAAGGAGAGAACCGGAGGGTAGTAGCCTTAGGGTAGCCGGCCCGGAGGAGAGGACCGTAGGTAGCCGGAGGGGTAGCCGGACCGGAGCCGGACCGAAGGGTAGCCGGAGCCGGAGCCGTACCGGAGGGTAGGAAGGGACCGTAGCCGGAGGGGCGGAACGTAGTGGTAGAGGGGAAGGAAGGGACCGTAGGGGAGCCGGAGGGGTAGCCGGACCGGAGCCGGACCGAAGGGTAGCCGGAGCCGTAGGGACCGGAGGGGTAGAGGGAAGGAACCGGAGCCGTACCGGACCGGAGGGTAGCCGGAGGGTAGAAGGGAGACGAAGTGGTAGAGGGGAGCCGTAGGGTAGACGAAGTGGTAGCCGGACCGGAGCCGTAGGGAACGAAGTGGTAGAGGGGAGAGGAGCCGGAGGGGTAGCCGTAGGGAAAGAGAGAGAGGGGCAAAAAACCTGCCGAAGCCGGACCGGAGGGAAGGAGCCGGAGGGGTAGACGGAGGGAAAGAGAGAGGGTAAAAAAAACGAAGGAGGGCAAACTTATAAACCGTAGGGTACAGGAAAAAAAAACGAAGGAGGGAAAAAAAACGAAGGAGGGAAAAAACGAAGGAGGGCAAACTTATAAACCGAAGAGGGCAAACTTATAAACAAACAAACCGAAGGGTACAGGAAAAAAAAACGAAGAGGGCAAACAAACCGTAGGGTCCAGGCAAACAAACAAATAAGAGTGGGCCCTGCTGCCGAGTAGGCCTTCTTCCGGACTACGAGGGGTGCCCCCTCGATGGCCGCTCGGGGGCCCCAGCCCATACTATGGGCTGGGGCCCCCGAGCGGCCATCGAGCCCCGAGCCTTCCTTTGTTTTTCTTGCAGCAGCAGAAGACCTTTCAGTGGACCGAAGGGTCCTAGCTTACAAGTAAACCTTTGAGTCTAAGGACCGAAGGGTACTAGCTTATAAGATGAAACTAGATGGCCACCTTTAAACAACCACCCGTTCCCGAACCGTACGTGAACCTTACAGCACATACGGCTCTCCAGCAACTCTCTGTCCCCTTTGGGCGTGAGCTCCTTTCAACCTATCTTTGGGTTCCACGGGAACTAACCTGTCGTTTACTATTTTTCAACGACAAGGGATCAAAAGACAGCACACCTCGAGTTACCTGACCCAAATCTATTTTCTGGGCCTCTTCTGGCTCTTATATGGGTGTTCCTGCCGTTTGGCTTTCACACGTAGCCACCAAATTTACGTAGATTGTTGTCGTGATACGTTTTGTAAAATGGATCTGACTTTAGCCAGTCTATTTTTTTTAGGTCCTAAATTGAACCATCGACGTTGAGAAGACCAATTTCTTGGCATACCGTTCGATAGGCACGTCCTGTACTCCCAATGGCACATCTGCTAAAGAGGTATACCTTCTTTGCAGGGGTTCCTGGACACCTGTTATATTTACAGTCGTGATGAAGGCACGAAATCTTCTACGTCTTAGGCTGTGTAGCTTGTCCCAAATATTTCGTAATTTGTTATTGTATGTTGTGGATGTTATTTGTTATATAGGATGGCATCGCCTTGCACTAGTTCGAGTTATAGACCGCCTTCGTAACGTTGTCGTGATTGTAACTGGTCTAACCGAATTTAATGCTTTTACCAGAGCTTCGAACCGCTGAATTTCCCCAATTCGTGTCGTGTATCGTTTTTGTTTGTTTGTGTACGCAATTCGCTGGCTTCAAATAATTGCCTATTATTGGATATAATAATATCATTTAAATCACACTAAAAACTCGCACTAGACCTTTCATTGCTCCGTCTCTTTCCTTTCAGTAATTACTTATAAGTAAGTAAGAACTATATTAATATAGTTCTTACTTATAAGTAAGTAAGAGAGTAACAATAAGAAATTTCTGGTTTGTTTTTCCTGCAGCAGGAGGAAGACCTTTCAGTGGCCCCTGCCTATACCCCTTCGGTCCGAAGGGTCTTCCTCCTGCTGCAGAGTCTGAAGCAGCAGAACGAACCCGCCTTGCAGTCTTGGAGTCGGGGCCTCTAGCCCCAAGTTCGGGACTTTACAGTCTACTGGGTCGGGGGCACTGAAAGGCGGGTTCGTTCTGCTGCTGCGGACGGAGCCGGGGCTCTTCCCCCTTCTACTCCCCTGTTCCTGAAAGGGGCTGCTACGCTGCTGCCCCAGGCCAATGAAAGGTCTACCCTGCTCTATGCCCCTGAATTCTGCCAGCCCATTATAATTAACTATAACTTAGTTATAGTTAATTATAATAGGTGCTCCAAACTTACATAAGAGTAAACCGAAGGGTCTACTTCCCGAAGGGTACTGGCTTACCGAAGGGTACTGGCTTACCGAAGGGTACTGGCTTACCGAAGGGTACTGGCTTACTCTCTTACTTAGCGAAGCGTACTGGCCCACTACCCTTCGTTTACTTAGCGAAGCGTACTGGCCCACTACCCTTCGGTTACTTAGCGAAGCGTTTCCTTTCTCCACCCCCGGCCGCAGAAGGGGCGGCCATCGAGCCCCTTCGGTTTAAAATTAACTATAACCAGGTTATAGTTAATTTTAAACCGAAGGGGCTCGATGGCCGCCCCTTCTGCGGCCGGGGGTGGAGAACCGGAGGGAAAGCGGAGGACGGCCCACTACCCTTCGGTTACTTAGCGAAGCGTTTCCTTGGTTTTTCGGCCCCTAGCCCCAAGTTGGGGCTAGGGGCCCCCGACCATTAAAATTAACTATAACCTGGTTATAGTTAATTTTAATGGTCGGGGGCCCCTAGCCCCAACTTGGGGCTAGGGGCCGAAAAACCAAGGACGGCCCACTACCCTTCGGTTACTTAGCGAAGCGTACTGGCCCACTACCCTTCGGTTAGCGAAGCGGACTGGCTTAGCGAAGCGTTTCCCCTCTTCCTATGTTTTTCCCCTTAAACCTAAGTATAGTCTGACTATACTTAGTTTTAATGGGAAAAACATAGGAGAGGCCGGGGCTCGATGGCCGCCCCCGGCCATCGAGGGGGTGGCCACCCTTGGTTTTTCCATTTAAAATTAACTATAACCTGGTTATAGTTAATTTTAAATGGTCGGGGGCCCCTAGCCCCAACTTGGGGCTAGGGGCCGAAAAACCAAGGACGGCCCACTACCCTTCGGTTAGCGAAGCGTACTGGCTTAGCGAAGCGGACTGGCCCACTACCCTTCGGTTAGCGAAGCGTACTGGCTTAGCGAAGCGTACTGGCCCACTACCCTTCGGTTAGCGAAGCGGACTGGCTTAGCGTAGCGGACTGGCCCACTACCCTTCGGTTACTTACTTAGCGAAGCGTACTGGCTTACTTACTGACTTATAAGACTATACTTGGCCCTTTTAGTCTGGCCTTCCTTTGTTTCATAAGAGCACCCATTATAACTTATAAGTAAGAATTAGTTCTAATGGGCTTTCTGCTGGTTCCCCTTATAGGACCCTTTCAGTAGGTTTCGCTTCTAATTTTAGTTAGACTAAAATTATAAGGTAAAACTACTGAAAGGGGCCCAACCTTTAAGGCCCTTTGTTTGGAACTGCTTTTAAGGAGCCCCCTAGTAAGCCGCCCTTCTTACGGCTGCTTCTTAATAAGAATAAGAGAGGGCGCCTTTATAGAAGTTCCAACCAAAAAGAGAAGTTTTCCCATTCTAAATAAGTTTAGTTATACTAAACTTATTTAGTATGGGTGCTCCAGGGCATCCATCGCCCTGCCCTAACCCCTTCGGCTCTTTCCTTTCAGTAAGTATTTCTGCTGGTTCCCTGCAGACTTATCTTATTATTAGGGGCCTGCTCTTCGGCTATGAAACAAAGGAAATGGAAGTTTTCCCTTATAATTTTAGTCTAACTAAAATTATAAGGGAAAACGGAGGGGTGCCGTTCCCTCGAAGCAGTTCTTGCAGACCGAAGTTTACTTATCCTATTAGAATTAAATAGACTGAGGTTAATTAGAATAGGAAAACGGAGCACTCTTTTTGTTTCATAGGAGGGGTGCGCCCCCCGCCATTTTATAGGAGCACCCATTATAACTAATTCTAAACTAGTTAGAATGGGTGCTCCTATAAAATGGCGGGGGGCGCACCCCTCCTATGAAACAAAGGAGTCTCCAGACCGAACCCCTCGTATTAGGACTTTAAGGGCTAGGGCGGCCTTTCCTATGTTTTTCCTCGGGGGCCCCTAGCCCCAAGTTGGGGCTAGGGGCCCCCGACCATTATAATTAACTATAACTTAGTTATAGTTAATTATAATGGGCTTTCCTTGGTTTTTCCCTTCCCCTCGTAGAAGCAGGCTCGATGGCCTCCCTTCTTCCGAAGCAGCCGGGGGCTCGCTGGCCGCCCGCCCCTCTTCCTATGTTTTCTCCACCCCCTCGATGGCCGGGGGCGGCCATCGAGGGGGTGGAGAAAACATAGCCGGACCGGAGCCGTAGCCGTAGGGAACGAAGTGTAAGAGGGGAGGGAGAGAAGGGCCGGGTTCGATGGCCGCTTGGGGCTGGGGCCCCCGAGCCCTTCCTTGTTTTTTCCCATTAAAATGAACTATAACTTAGTTATAGTTCATTTTAATGGGAAAAAACAAGGAAGGTCTATATGGCCGCCCTTCTTCCGGCCATCGAGGGGGTGGCCATCGAACCCGAAGGAGGCCTCTCCTATGTTTTCTCCACCCCCGGCCTCCTTCTTTCCTTGTTTTTTACCTTAAAAGTCTAGCTAGACCCCTTCGGTCTATACTTAGGTTTAAGGCAAAAAACAAGGACAGGGCGGTCGGGGCCCCAGCCCATAGTATGGGCTGGGGTGGCCCCTGCCCATACTATGGGCTGGGGGCCCCCGAGCCCCCGAGCGGCCATATAGCCCCTTCGGTTTAAAACTAAGTTTAGACCGAAGGGGTCAAGCCGAAGCCGGAGGGACCGAAGGGTAGCAGAGCTAGAGAGGCTGGACTTAGTTTTAAGCCGGAGCCGTAGCCGGCCCGGAGGGTAGCCGGAGCCGTAGGGACCGGACCGGAGGGACCGAAGGGTAGCAGAGCGTAAGAGGAAGAGCCGGACCGGAGGGTAGGAGAGAAGGGACCGTAGGGAAACCGGAGCCGTAGCCGTAGGGACTCGGGGGCTCGGGGGCCCCCAGCCCATAGTATGGGCAGGGGCCACCCCAGCCCATAGTATGGGCTGGGGCTCGGGGGCTCTTCCTTGGTTTTCTCCTCCCCTCCGGCTTAAAACTAAGTATAGACCGAAGGGGTCTATACTTAGTTTTAAGCCGGAGGGGAGGAGAAAACCAAGGAAGAGCCCCCCCCGACCGAAGGGTAGCAGAGCGTAAGAGCCGGAGCCGTAGCCGTACCGGAGCCGGAGCCGTAGGGAGCGAAAAGAGAGAGCCGGAGAGAAGGAGGGGAGCCGAAGGGTAGCAGAAAGAGAGAGCCGGAGCCGTAGCCGTACCGGAGCCGGAGCCGTAGGGAAGGAGGGAGGGAGGCGAAGCTAGAGAGGGGAGGGAGGGGAAAGCTCCTTCTTTTCCCTCGTAGAAGCAGGCTCGATGGCCGCCCCTTCTTTCCCCTCGCTGGCCCCTCGATGGCCGGGGTGGCCATCGAACCCGGGGCCCGATGGCCGCCCGCCGAAGGAGGCCTGGGGTGGGTTCGATGGCCACCCCGGCCATCGAGGGGCTCGGGGGCCCCAGCCCCAAGTATGGGCTGGGGCCCCCGACCAGCGAACCCTTGTTTTTTCCATTATAAATAAGTTTAGCTAGACCCCTTCGGTCTAAACTTATTTATAATGGAAAAACCAAGGAAGAAGCAGCCTCAGAGCACCTAGGGGAACCGGTCTTCTTGTGCGGAGCAACCGCTCGGGGGTGGCCCCCTTCTGCTGGGTTCGATGGCCACCCCCTCGATGGCCGGGGGCGGCCATCGAGCCCCGGCTGCTTCAGCGAGGGGTCGGGGGCCCCAGCCCATACTTGGGGCTGGGGCCCCCGAGCCATCGAGCCTGCTTCTACGAGCCGGAGGGAAGAAGAGAACCCTTGGTTTTACCCATTATAAATAATTATATTTAAATATAATTATTTATAATGGGTAAAACCAAGGGTTCGTAGGCTCTTCCTTGGTTTTTCCCCTTATACTAAGTATAGCTAGACCCCTTCGGTCTATACTTAGTTTTAAGGGGAAAAACCAAGGAAGGGCTCTTCCTTGGTTTTTCCTCGGGGGCCCCTAGCCCCAAGTTGGGGCTAGGGGCCCCCGACCATTAAAATGAACTATAACTAAGTTATAGTTCATTTTAATGGTCGGGGGCCCCTAGCCCCAACTTGGGGCTAGGGGCCCCCGAGGAAAAACCAAGGACGGGCTTGGGTGCCCCTGCCCCAAGTATGGGCTAGGGGCCCCCGACCCCCAGCCCCAAGTATGGGCTGGGGGCCCCCGACCCCAGCCCCAAGGCCCCCGACCACCCCTAGATGGCCTCCTTCGGGTTCGATGGCCACCCCCTCGATGGCCTCCTTCGGCGGGCGGCCATCGAGCCCCGGCCATCGAGGGGCCTACGAGGGGACGCAGGAAAGAAGGAGCCCGGCTGCAGGAATCGCTGCGCGCCGGTGCTTGGAGCCGCCCTCTGGGAAAGAGGGAGAAGGAGGATAAACCTGCTGTTACGAATAAGAAGAACAGCAGTTCTTCAGAAATCCTTCTAACCCCTCTCTGCCCTAGAGAAGGGCCGTTCGAGGAAGAAGAGGCTGGAAAACAAAGGGTGTTCTTCAAGAACCGCTCTTCTTGTGCGGAGCAACCGGTCGGGGGCGGAGCACCCGCCGGGTGGGGCTTCGCACCCCCTTCGATGGCCAGCAGAAGGGGTGGCTCGGGGGCCCCAGCCCAAGTATGGGCTGGGGCCCCCGACCACCCCCGAGCGGTTGCTCCGCACTAGAAGACCGGTCCAGCAGACTAGGTGCTCCGTTTACTTATCCTATTATAATTCACTATACCTTAATAAAGTGAATTATAATAGGATAAGTAAACGGAGCACGGGGAAACCGGTGCTGCTGGGTTATTGCGATTGCTCCTCTCGAACACCGGGAAACCGGTGCGGAGCAATCGGTTGCTCCCGCCTTAAAAAGGAGAACACTTTAAACTTTAAGGCGGTTATTGAAGAACACCCTCCCGCCCTGCTTAAAGAAGGAAGAAGGAGGAGAAACCTGCTGGTCCCCTTCCTACATTAATAAACTTATAAGTTTATTAATGTAGGAAGGGCTAAGAAGTTGGAGCACCCTTATAATTTATTTGAGTCTAACTAAAATTATAAGGGTGCAAGAACCCCCGAAAGGGGCCCATCCTATAAGGGGAACCAGCAGAAAGACCGGGGGTTCTTGCACCCATTAGAATTCACTATAACTTAGTTATAGTGAATTCTAATAGGATAAGTAAACGGAGGGGTGCACCTTGCTCCTTTGTTTCATAGGAGCACCCATTATAACTAATTCTTACTTACTTATAAGTTATAATGGGCTCTTTTTGTTTCATAGCGGAATAGCGGCTTTCACCTCTTCCCTACCCTACGGCTCTCTCTATGTTTTCTCCCTCCCTCCTACCCTACGGCTCCGGCTCCGGCTTATAATTAACTATAACAAAGTTATAGTTAATTATAATGGGAAAAACATAGAGAGAGCCGTAGGGTAGGGAAGAGGTGAAATCCCTATTCTAACTAATTCTAACTAAGTTATAATTAGTAATAATAGGTCTTCTTGCTAGGGAACCCGGTGTTCTTAAAGGGGTTCTGGCAACTTTAAGGCGTTCCTGCAGCTTTACGGTGTTCTCCGCAGAAGGGGCTCCTTCTTTCCTGCCCCTCGTAGGCCGCAGAAGGGCGGTCGGGGGCTCGGGGGCCCCTGCCCCAAGTTGGGGCAGGGGCCCCCAACCCCAGCCCATACTATGGGCTGGAGCTCGGGGGCCCCAGCCCATAGTATGGGCTGGGCCCCCCCGAGCCCTTCCTTCCTTCTACCCTCCGGCCTCCTTCCCTCCGGCTCCGGTCCGGCTCTCCCCTCCCTCCTACCCTACGGCTCCGGCTCTCTCTTTTCGCTCCCTACGGCTCCGGCTTTGGTTCGGTCCGGCTTGGAAAGATCCATTTAAATGAACTATAACTTAGTAGGTTATAGTTCATTTAAATGGATCTTTCCCTACCCTACGGCTCTCTCTTAGGTAAGTTTTTCCCTTTATAATTAACTATAACAAAGTTATAGTTAATTATAAGCCGGAGCCGGGGGGTAGGAGGGAGAAAACATAGGAGAGGCCGGGGTGGCCATCGACCCCAAGGAAGAGCCCGAAGGAGCTTTCCCTCCGGGCTCGTAGGCCGCCCCGGCCTACGAGGCAGAAGGCTAGGAATTTTTACCATTATAAATAAGTATAGCTAGACCCCTTCGGTCTATACTTATTTATAATGGTAAAAATTCCTAGCCTTCTGCCTCGTAGGCCGGGGCGGCCTACGAGCCCGGAGGGAAAGCGGTGTTTGGACAGAGCCACCGGTTGCTCCGCACCTTAAAGCTGCAGGAACGCCTTAAAGTTGCCAGAACCCCTAACCCTTTTAGGCGTTCCTGCAGCTTAAAGGAGGTTCTTGAAGAACACCCGGCTGCAGGAATCGCTGCGCCTTAAAAAGGAGTTTTCTTATGATAAATAAGTTTAGTTATACTTAACTTATTTATCATAAGAAAACTGCGTACCGGTGGCGGCTCCCCTCCTTTAAAAATGCTTCGAGGGAACGCCTACCCTCCGGTTTCCCTTATAAGTTTAGTTAGACTAAACTTATAAGGGGAAACTTCCATTACCTTTGTTTCATAGGAGCAGCAGCTCTCCCCCACCCTCTCGTAGGCTTTATGGGCGGCCGTTAGAGAAGAGTGGGCCCCCTCTTATTAGGGCTGGGCCTACTTACTTTAAGAGGGGCCCCTCTTCCCCTCGATGGCCGGGGTGGTCGGGGGCTCGGGGGCCCCTGCCCCAAGTTGGGGCAGGGGCCCCCAACCCCAGCCTTGGGGCTGGGGTCGGGGGCCCCTAGCCCCAACTTGGGGCAGGGGCCCCCAAGCCCGTTCTTGGTTTTTCGGCCCCTAGCCCCAAGTTGGGGCTAGGGGCCCCCTTAAAACTAAGTATAGCTAGACCCCTTCGGTCTATACTTAGTTTTAAGGGGGCCCCTAGCCCCAACTTGGGGCTAGGGGCCGAAAAACCAAGGAAGAGAATAACCCCCTCTTCCAAGCACCGCTTTCCCCTCGTAGGCCGGGGTGGCCTACGAACCCCTCCGGCGAGGAAGTTTTACCATTATAAATAAGTATAGTCAGACTATACTTATTTATAATGGTAAAACTTCCTAGCCCATTATAAATAAGTTTAGTCTAACTAAACTTTTTTATAATAGGAAACCGGAGGGGTTCGTAGGCCACCCCGGCCTACGAGGGGAAAGCGGTGCTTGGAAGAGGCTTTAAGGGGCTAGTACGAGCCCCTGCTTAAAAGGAGCCCCCTCTTATTAAGAAGCAGCCTAGAGAAGGGCGGCCGGTAGAGACCGGCAGCGATTCCTGCAGGTTCCCCCTTCTTCCTCGAACGGCTTCTGCGTAAGAAGGGCGGCCTACTCTTAAAAACATAAGAACTCGAAATGGATTTACTGCCTGAAGGGCAAACCACTCTTAACAAACAAATAAAGAGTGCCCCCTGCCTTGTCTGGGGGAAGCGTAGCAGCCCCTTCGAGAAGAACCCCTTCGGCACGCCGAAGGAGCCGAAGGAGCCCCTTCTAGGGGTTCTCCCTCTTTCCCCGAGGGCGGAGGGCTCCTTCGGAGAGCACCGAGTTCTTGAAGAAAGGACCGAAGGGCTTTCCCCTCGATGAAGCAGCGGGGGCTATATGGCCGCCCTGTCCTTGTTTTTCCTCTCTCTTTCTGCTACCCTTCGGCTACCCTACGGCTCCCTCCCTCCCTTCCCTCTACCACTTCGTTCCCTACGGCTCCGGCTACCCTCCGGTACGGCTACGGCTCCGGTTCCTTCCCTCCGGTTGGGGGGCTCGGGGGCCCCTGCCCCAACTTGGGGCAGGGGCCCCCGAGCCCCCCGAGTCCGGTCCGGCTTAAACCTAAGTATAGACCGAAGGGGTCTAGCTATACTTAGTTTTAAACCGGAGCTAGGAAGTTTCTCCCTCCCTACCCTACGGTCCCTTCTCTCCTACCCTCCGGTCCGGCTACGGCTCCGGCTCCGGCTTATAAATAAGTTTAGACCGAAGGGGTCTAGCCAAACTTATTTTTAAACCGGAGGGGTGGAGAAAACATAGAGAGAGCCGTAGGGTAGGAAAAGCCCATTCTAATTAACTATAACTAAGTTATAGTTAATTATGTCCCCTCGCTGGCCCCTCGATGGCCGGGGTGGCCATCGAACCCGGGGCTCGATGGCCGCCCTTCCTTGTTTTTTCCCATTAAAATGAACTATAACTAAGTTATAGTTCATTTTAATGGGAAAAAACAAGGAGAGGTCGGGGGGCCCAGCCCATACTTGGGGCTGGGGCCCCTGAGCCCCAGCCCCAAGTATGGGCTGGGGCCCCCGACCTCTCCTATGTTTTCTCCACCCCTCCGGTTTAAAACTAAGTATAGCTAGACCCCTTCGGTCTATACTTAGGTTTAAGCCGGAGGGGAGGAGAAAACATAGAGAGAGCCGTAGGGTAGGGGCTCGTTGGCCGCCCGCCGAAGGAGGCCAACGAGGGTTCGCTGGCTCGGGGGCCCCAGCCCATACTTGGGGCTGGGGCCACGAGCCAGCGAACCCTTGGGTTTTCCCATTATAAATAAGTTTAGTTAGACTAAACTTATTTATAAACAGAAGGGGCTCGATGGCCCCTATATGGCCGGGGTGGCCATCGAACCCGCCCTGTCCTTGTTTTTTCGGCCCCTAGCCCCAAGTATGGGCTAGGGGCCCCATTAAAACTAAGTATAGACCGAAGGGGTCTAGCTATACTTAGTTTTAATGGGGCCCCTAGCCCATACTTGGGGCTAGGGGCCAAAAAACAAGGAAAGAAGGAGGCCATCGAGGGGGTGGAGAAAGGAACCGTAGGAAGGGATAAAAACAAGGAAAGGCTCTTCCTTGGTTTTTCCCCTTAAAACTAAGTATAGACCGAAGGGGTCTAGCTATACTTAGTTTTAAGGGGAAAAACCAAGGACGGGCTTGGGGGCCCCTGCCCCAAGTATGGGCTAGGGGCCCCCGACCCCTGCCCCAAGTATGGGCTGGGGTCCCCTACGGCTCTCTCTTGGTTTTTCCCCTTAAAACTAAGTATAGCTAGACCCCTTCGGTCTATACTTAGTTTTAAGGGGAAAAACCAAGAACGGGCTTGGGGGCCCCTGCCCCAAGTATGGGCTAGGGGCCCCCGACCCCCAGCCCCAAGTATGGGCTGGGGGCCCCCAACCCCCGACCGCCCTCTTTAAGAAGGAGGCCTTTCCTTGTTTTTTACCATTATAATTAACTATAACTTAGTTATAGTTAATTATAATGGTAAAAAACAAGGAAGAGGGGGCTTTCGGTTTACGGGGCACTGAAAGGTCTTACCTGCTCTATGCCACTGAAAGGTCTACTTATGAGCTAGGACCCTACGGTCCTTCTCTCCCGAAAGGTCTACTTATACGTAAGTACCCTACGGGAAGCTAGCCTGCTCTTCGGCTATGAAACAAAGGAGTCTCCTAGAGGCTGCGGGGAAGGAATGAAAGGTCTTACTCCTGCTGCGGAAGGTATCTTATAAGAAAGTAAGTTAAGACCTAGAGCAATGAAAGGTCTCGGGACTTAAAAGAGGAAGACTTTACAGTCGAGGGAAAAACCCCATACGGAGCAGGGGGGGGGGTCTTCTGGTGCCCCTATCTTCACTTTTCTCTTATATAAGCTAAAGCCGTTCCTATCCCTTCTTTTTAGCGTTCCAAAGGAAAAAGCTAATAAGAAGGGAAAGTTAGACCTTACCTTATAAGTTATGTGTACAGCTTCAGAAAGAAATAGGTATCGAGGGCGAGGGACAGTACGGAAAGGATAAAGCATAAGAGAGGAAAAGAGAGAGGTTGCTTCTCGTATAAGGAAGTGCACAGAAAAAAACTCTCCTGTTTCTTGTTTAAAAACAAGTGGCTTTACTTAAGCATACTTAACTATACTTAACTATACTTAACTATACTTAACTAATAAGTATAGTTAAGTATAGTTAAGTATAGTTAAGTATAGTTAAGTAAAGCCGCATCTGTTCTGTAGAAAAATACGTACAATTGGTAGGTAATACATTAATAACATTTTTTAGTAAAAAATATGCATATAAATAATTTCTCAACAAGATATTATATATCTGATTTTATAACCATTCAACGACAAAGTTTTTTTGATCTTTTAGAAACAGGTATTATTGAAGAATTTCACAAAAGAAATCCTATTACAAATTTAAAAAAAGACCTTGAAATTTTTTTTTATCCAGAATATTATAGATTAACAACACCAGAATATAGTCCCCAAATGGCAATAATAAAAAATAAAAGTTATACTAGTAAGTTATTTGTACCAGTACAATTTACATGTCGTGCTAATCAACAAATTTTTTTAAAATGGTTCTATATTGGAAATTTACCACTTATGACAAAAAGGGGACATTTTATTTTAAATGGTGGTGCACGTGTTATTGTTAATCAAATTTTACGTAGTCCTGGCTTGTATTATCAACAAAAAGTTTATGAAAATTATTTAGAAAAATGGAGTCTGAAACCAGAAAATTCGTTTAAACGTTATTATGCTGATTTAATTTGTATGAGAGGTACTTGGTTACGTATTGAAATGGATAAAGATAAAAATATTTGGGCACAAATGAAAAAAGGCCCTAAAATTCCTATATATTGGTTTTTATTAGCTATGGGTTTATCAGAAAAAAAAATCTTAAAAACTGTTAAAGATTCCTATAAATTAATAGTTAATTTAGAAAAATCAAATTCCTTTTTAGGGTCCGGTCTTAAGCTTTCCCCTCAGGGGAACCTTAATAAAGAAGCAGTAGGGGGCTTCCTAAAAAAAGAGGATGGGCTAGTTCCCTTAAGGAACCCGCCGAGCACTCTAGGGCGGGGCCGCCTACCAGACCCCAGCTTCCCTCTACAGGCTGCTGAGCTGGGGCTAGGGGGCCAAGCCTCTGATAGGGCTCCATCTGAAGATAGACCAGTTTCTACAGTTTCTGCACTTTCTTCTCTTTTTTCTCTTTCAAAAACCAAAAAAGAAAAAAAACCTCCAAAACAAAGCTATCCTTATCTAAAATATCCACCAGAAGCTTGGCAAGCCATTTATACTTTAATAAATAAACCCATTAATAATCAACAAATGGAAACTTGGGCAGCAGAGCACCGTAGGGAAGCCAGAGCTGTTAGTACGTCTTCTCTTATAAGTAAGACTTCTTCTTATTTATTAGACTCCCCTTATGGGGCTCACGACGAGCGGAAACAGCTCGAGCGCACTTCTAAGAAACCCTCGTGGGCTGGTACTTTCAGTGGCACCAGCTGGAGCTGCTCGGGGGCTCGGGGGCTCGTAGGCTGCCCGTTTTCACTCTTTCCGGAAGAAGGGCGGCCTACAAGGGTGGCACCCCGGAAGAATGGGCTCGTACGCCGCCCTTCTTCCGTAAAGAGGGGGCTCGTTGGCCGCCCCCGGCCAACGAGGGGGCGCCCTACTTGGGCGCTCGGGGGCGTCGGGCGCCTGGGCGGGGCCGCTTTCTTTGGCTCGGGGGCCCGTAGACGTAAGGCTGAAAGGCTGCCAGAAGGGCGGGGCCGCTATAGTAGACGGCAGCCTTTCAACCTAACGTATAGTAGGCCCGGGCTGCTTCGCTGCCAGAGAGGGACGGGGGCTCTCTGCCCGCCGCCGGCGTACGAGGGTAAACGGGGGTTAGACGAGCCCCTAGACTTATACTTATATCGGTATGGGTCGGGTGGCGAAGGGAAAACTAATAAGAAGAAAGCGAAGTCCGAGGGGGTTGGGGGCCCCCAGCCCCAACTTGGGGCTGGGGGCCCCCGAGCGGCCAACGAGACCCCGGCCAACGAGGGGGTTGGGGGCCCCCAGCCCCAACTTGGGGCTGGGGGCCCCCGAGCTCTTAAAATAAAAATAAGAAGAGAAAAAGGGTATACACAAAGCGCTGAAAGTACAACGTTTACATATTTGATTCGGAATGAAGGACGGAAATGGTTATACAATCGTTTCTTAAACCCACGCTCTTATGATTTAAGTAAACAAGGACGTTTATCATTAAATAGAAAATTAGGTTTAAATATATCAACAAATCAATCGACATTAACAGGTTTAGATGTTTTATATGCTACCGATTATTTAATTAGAGTAGAACAAGGTTTATATAAAATAGACGATATTGATCATTTAAAAAATAGGAGAGTACGCACATCTGGTGAATTAATTCAAATACAAATAGGAGTCGGTTTAGTACGATTAGAAAAATCTATACGAGATGCTTTAAATAAAACAAAAGAAGGATTAGACTCCTCCTTTTTTGGGTCTATAGCTTTTTTAAAAAAAACAAAAAAAGTAAACACAAATAATTTATCTCTTACTTATAAGAATAAAAAACTTAATAGGTTAAAAATTGATAGTAAGGATAAAGGTATAAACAATTTAAACTTAAATAGTTTTATGAATATAAAAGCATTTAATAGTGCTATACGTGAATTTTTTGGCACAAGTCCTTTATCTCAATTTATGGATCAAATTAACCCTTTAGCAGAATTAACACATAAACGTCGCTTAAGTTCTATGGGTCCTGGTGGTGTTACACGTGATACGGCAACATTAGCAATTAGAGGTATACACCCTACCCATTATGGTCGAATTTGTCCAATCGAAACACCAGAAGGGAAAAATACAGGTCTAGTAAATTCAATGACAACTTATGCACGTGTAAATAAAAATGGAATACTTGAAAGTCCTTTTTATAAAGTATATAAAGGACAAGTCCAAAAAAATGCCGGAATGTTTTTTTTCTCCGCTGAACAAGAAGAAAAAGTTAAACTAGCAGCTGCTGATTTATATCTTTCTAATATATGTTTTTTACCTAAATCACTGATACCTGTACGTATTGCTGAAGATTTTACTAAAATTCCACGTTCTAAAGTTCAATATATGGGTGTCTCACCTTTACAAATGATCTCCATTGCTGCATCATTAATACCTTTTTTAGAACATGATGATGCCAACCGTGCTTTAATGGGTTCAAATATGCAAAGACAGGCTGTTCCTTTAATACGTCCGGAACGACCTATTGTAGGTACAGGTTTAGAAGCACGTGCTGTTAGTGATTCAGGTCATGCTATTATATCCAAATATAGTGGCTTTGTTAGTTATGTTAGCTCTAAAAAAATTATAATTTACGCATAATTTTTTATAAGGAAAAACGTTTTCTAAGTAAGCCATTACCCTTCTTACCCTTCGGTAATTAAATAAGCCAGTACCCTTCTTACCCTTCGGCAATACCCTTCGGTAAATAAGAAAGCCAGTACCCTTCGGGAATACCCTACGGGAATACCCTTCGGTAAGTAAAAATAGCCTTCTTACTAAAGTGTCCTAATAGTTAAAAAGGCAGCCCCTTTATAGCTAAGCGGCTACGTTCCCTGCTATTTTCGGTATCATAAGGTGTCGGTTAGGGGCTCTCCCCTCTAGGCAGCAGCCGAACGGCTCCCCGCAGCAACCGTTTGCTGCGGGGAGCCGCCGTTTTACCGAAGCAGCAGAAGAAACCGCTCGGGGGTTCGATGGCTCGGGGGGGCTCGGGGGCCCCTGCCCCAACTTGGGGCAGGGGCCCCCGAGCCCCCCCGAGCCCCAGCCCCAAGGCTGGGGCTCGGGGGCCCCCAGCCCCAAGTTGGGGCTGGGGGCCCCCCCGACCACCCCTTCTGCTGGCCATCGAACCCCCGACCGGTTCCCTGGGTTCTTGCAACCGGTTGCTACGCACCGGGACTTATTTACCGAAGGGTACTAGCTTACTTACTTATAAAAGCCTTAGGTCTTAAGGGCTTACTTATAAGTAGACCTTTCTCCTTGGCAGCAGAACTGAAAGCGGAGACATATTAGGACTGAAAGGTCTGAAAGGGTCTTCGAAGAACAGCAGTTCTTCGCAGCAGTTCTTGCCCCCTCTAGGCAGCAAACGGGGGATCTTATTCTTATTCTTATTCTATTTCTGTTTCTATTACTATTTCTATTTCTATTTCTATTTATAATTCTTATTCTTATTCTTACTCTTATTCTTATTCGTATTCTTTTATAGGTCTAATAAGTAAGTCCCGGCTGATGAGACTCGACCCTTTCAGTGGGGCTCTTATAAGTAAGTACGACCCCGGTGCTGCTTTCCCCTCTTCCTATGTTTTCCTCCCTCCTTTCCCTACGGCTACGGCTCCGGCTCTCCCTTCCCCTCTCTAGCTTCGCTCCCTCCGGCTCTTTCCCTCCGGTCGGGGGCTCGGGGGCCCCTAGCCCCAAGTTGGGGCAGGGGCCCCCAACCCCAGCCCAACTATGGGCTGGGGCCCCCGAGCCCCAGCCACAACTATGGGCTGGGGCTCGGGGGCCCCAGCCCATAGTTGTGGCTGGGGTTGGGGGCCCCTGCCCCAACTTGGGGCTAGGGGCCCCCGAGCCCCCGACCGAAGGGTAGCAGAGCGTAAGAGCCGGAGCCGTAGCCGTACCGGAGCCGGAGCCGTACCGGAGCCGGAGCCGTAGGGAACGAAGTGTAAGAGGGGAGGGAGACGAAGTGGTAGAGCCGGAGCCGTACCGAAGCCGGAGGGAACGAAGTGGTAGAGCCGGAGGGTAGGAGGACGAAGTGGTAGAGGGGAGGGGAGCCGAAGGGTAGCAGAAAGAGAGAGCCGGACCGGACCGAACCGGACCGGAGGGAAGCCGGAGGGTAGAAGGGAGACGAAGTGGTAGAGGAGCCGGACCGAAGGGTAGCCGTAGCCGTACCGGACCGAAGGGAACGAAGTGGTAGAGGAGAGGCCGCCGTAGGGGAAAGGGTAGCAGAGCGTAAGAGGACGAAGTGGTAGAGGGAAGGAAGGGAGGGGAGGAAGGAGCCGGAGCCGTAGCCGTAGGGACTCGGGGGGCCCCAGCCCATAGTTGGGGCTGGGGCTCGGGGGCCCCCAGCCCATAGTTGGGGCTGGGGGCCCCCCGACCGAAGGGTAGCAGAGCGTAAGAGCCGGAGCCGTAGGGACTCGGGGGTTGGGGCCCCCGACCGGAGGGAAAGAGCCGGAGCCGTAGGGAACGAAGTGGTAGAGGGGAGGGGAAGGAAGGGCCGCCCCGGCTGCTTCTACGAGGGGCAGGAAAGAAGCAGCCGCTCTCAGAACTGCTATAAACTCTTTCTCTCTTATGTAAGTTTCGTATCAAATCTATAAATATTTAGTTTTAATTAATATACGAAACAAAGGGGCTCCAGTCCTCCGGTTTCTTATTAAGTATAACTTAATAAGAAACCTTCTCTTTTTGTTTTCCAGCCTCTTTAAGGGGCGCGTAGTCCGCTCCCGGCCTACGAGGCAGCATGGCCCACTCTTATGTTTTTAAGAGTAGGCTCGGGGGCCCCAGCCCCAAGTATGGGCTGGGGCCCCCGACCGCCCATTAAGCCTACTAGGGGCCCACTCTTATTTGTTTGTTTGCCTGTACCCTTCGGTTTTTTTGCCCTCCTTTGCCCTCCTTTGTTTGCCCCTCTTTCCCCTTCGGTGTTTGCCTGTACCCTTCGGTTTGTTTGCCTGTACCCTTCGGTTTGTTTGTTAAGAGTAGGCTCTGGGGCTCGGGGGCCCCCAGCCCCAAGTATGGGCAGGGGCCCCCAACCCCAGCCCATACTATGGGCTGGGGTTGGGGGCCCCTGCCCATACTTGGGGCTGGGGGCCCCCGAGCCCCCGACCGCCCTCTTAAAGCCTACGAGGGGCCCACTCTTCTAGAACGGCCGCCCATAAAGCCTTTCCTCCGCTTTCCCTCCGGGCTCGTAGGCCGCCCCGGCCTACGAGCCCGGAGGGAAAGCGGTGCTCTGGACCTTTCAGTCTCGTAGGCCGCTCGGGGGCCCCAGCCCCAAGGCTGGGGCCCCCGACCCTTCTGCGGCTTCTTCTACGAGGGGAAGAGGGGGGCCACTCTTCTCTCTGCGCCCCCGTGGCCCTTCTTACGGCCCTAGAGGGGTTATTCTCGAACGGCCGCCCTTCTCTCGAAGGCAGAGATGGGGTTCTTCTATAACGGCCGCCCTTCTTTTAGAAGGCCTTGCTTCGAGGGGTTCTTATTTTTATTAAGAGTAGGCCGTCCTTCTTACAAAGAAGACTGAAAGGTGCAAGGAGGGGTGCCCCTAGAAGGTTTTCCTCCTGCTGTTTTTCGGAGACTGAAAGGTCTACCGAAGGGTATTCCCGAAGGGTATTCCCGAAGGGTATTCCCGAAGGGTATTACCTAAGGGTACTGGCTTACTCTCTTACTTACCGAAGGGTAATGGCTTACTCTCTTACTTACTCTCTTACTCTCTTACTCTCTTACTCTCTTTCTCTCTTACTTACTCTCTTACTTACTCTCTTACTCTCTTACTCTCTTACTCTCTTACTTACCGAAGGGTACTGGCTTACTCTCTTACTTACTCTCTTACTTACTCTCTTACTCTCTTACTCTCTTACTTACTTAGCGAAGCGTACTGGCCCACTACCCTTCGGTTACTTAGCGAAGCGTACTGGCTTAGCGAAGCGTACTGGCCCACTACCCTTCGGTTAGCGAAGCGTACTGGCTTAGCGAAGCGTACTGGCCCACTACCCTTCGGTTACTTACATACATAGCGAAGCGTACTGGCCCACTACCCTTCGGTTACTTAGCGAAGCGTACTGGCTTAGCGTAGCGTCCTGGCCCACTACCCTTCGGTTAACGAAGCGTACTGGCTTAGCGAAGCGTACTGGCTTACTTACTCTCTTACTTACTTACTTAGCGAAGCGTACTGGCTTACTTACTTACTTAGCGAAGCGTACTGGCCCACTACCCTTCGGTTACTTAGCGAAGCGGACTGGCCCACTACCCTTCGGTTACTTAGCGAAGCGTACTGGCTTACTTACTTATAAGACTGAAAATATCCGGGTTTTTAGGAAGCAGCAGGGCCACTGAAAGGTCTTCTGCAAGCAAGGCCAAACAAAAAAAAGCCAAAACTTCCGAGTGCAGGCTATAGTTTCTTATTATACTTAAGTAAGTATCTTAATAAGTATAGTTACTTATTATACGAAACAAAGATGTTCCTTTGTTTCCTATATTAATTAGCCATATTAATAAATATAGTAAGTAGAGGGAACAAAAGAAAGAGGCTGCTGGTTCTTCTGCCGCAGGAAGACCCCTAACCACCAAAACTTCCCTGAAACTTTCAGTCCGAATCTAAAAAACGCCGCCTTACTTATAAGTAGCAGATGAAAAACCCATCTATATTTGCCCATCTTCGTTAAAAAGGGGTTCCTCAGGAAAACTACTTATAAGGAAGTAAGCTTTTTATTCTTTACTATGGCTTAATAAGAAAAAGAGCAACGAAGTGGGTATACTTCTCGTACGCAGCCTTCCATAGAAGATTTCTATCCCCTTTTAGGGGACCAATTTAGATAGCTGAAAGGAAGAAAACCAAACTTACTTACTTATAAGTAAGTAAGTATTTTTTTACCTACGTATAGATTAACAATCTACGTAAGTTAACTATGACGAAAAGTGTCATGCATTATTAAATAAAAAAGATTTGTAACCAAATATATATATTTGTGAAAGAACAAAACATGTAGGCATTCTTGCTCTAAATAAACCTACCCTTTGGATTTCTACAAAGTAATACAAAGGGTTCTTTATAAGTGGCTCGGTGGTTGGGGGCCCCAGCCCCAAGTATGGGCTTTCCTTGGTTTTTCCTCGGGGGCCCCTAGCCCCAAGTTGGGGCTAGGGGCCCCCAACCCTTAAAACTAAGTATAGTCAGACTATACTTAGTTTTAAGGGGAAAAACCAAGGACGGCCCCGACCCCTCTTAAAATGTAGTACGTTTGTCAAGTGCCTTTCCATTTACACCTAGCCACTTTCTAGAATTATCACTTCTTTCAGAAAATAGAGGATTAGGGCTATAATTTTTTACCATTCTAAATAAGTTTAGTCTAACTAAACTTATTTAGAATGGTAAAAAATTATAGCCCCTTCTTTTAAACTAAATAGGGCGTTCTTTTTTACAAGAAGACCCTCCTTTCTTACTTATTAGTCCGCATAGGACTAATAAGTAAGTAAGTAAGTAAGTAAGTAAGTAAGTTAAGTAAGAAACTGCTACTTTAAGCAACGAAGTTGTTCTTACTTATAATCTCTCGTAAGGGAAAACCGGGGCTTTCTCTCTTTTTTGCTTCCCGTATGGGTCAGCAAAGAAGCTATCCCTGCGGCCAGCACCTAGGGGGTCTTCCTGTAGACTCGGGGCTCTTACTGATAATACGTTTTATAATTAAGTATATTTATAGGTAGAATTATAAGACGTAACTACTTACCGAAGGGTACTGGCTTCCCGCAGGGTATTCTCGAAGGGTATTCCCGAAGGGTATTCCCGTAGGGTATTCCCAAAGGGTATTCCCAAAGGGTATTCCCGTAGGGTATTCCCAAAGGGTATTCCCAAAGGGTATTCCCGAAGGGTATTCCCGAAGGGTATTCCCGAAGGGTATTCCCGAAGGGTATTCCCGAAGGGTACTCTGGCTTACTTAGTTACTTACCGAAGGGTTTTCCCTAATTCCCGAAGGGTATTCCCGAAGGGTACTGGCTTACCGAAGGGGCGGGGGGGGGCGTCCCGAAGGGGCGGGGGCTCGTTGGCCGCCCTGTCCTTGTTTTTCTCCTACCCTCCGGCTTAAAACTAAGTATAGACCGAAGGGGTCTAGCTATACTTAGTTTTAAGCCGGAGGGTAGGAGAAAAACAAGGAAAGAAGGAGGCCAACGAGGGGGCGTCCCGAGGGTACTGGCTTACCGAAGGGTACTGGCTTACTTAATTACTCTCTTACTCTCTTACTCTCTTACTCTCTTACTAGCTTACCGTAGGGTACTCTCTTACTCTCTTACTCTCTTACTAGCTTACCGTAGGGTACTCTCTTACTCTCTTACTTAACTTATAAGACTGATAAGGAAAGTGTAAATTTTCCCTTTTAAAGACTCGAGCGTTTATCTGGAGCGGCTCAGCAGACTGAAAGGTCTTCCCTGCTCTATGCCAGGTTTCCTATACTAATTAACTTATAGGTTAATAAGTCTAGTTTTAAGTTTCGTATTATAATTAACTATACTTAAAGCTAGTAAGTATAGTTAATTATAATACGAAACTTAAAAGCGACACTTACTTATAAGTAAGAGCTGCTATGAAAGTAACTGAAAGGGAAGGGGCCTTTCCGTTACTACATTAATAAACCTATAAGTTTCTTAATGTAGTAACGGGAAGAGGGCTTTATGCTGCTCGTAAGTTGGAGCACCCTTATTATTTTAGTTATACTCAAATGTATTATAAGGGTGCCTTCCGAGCCCTTTTTTTCCAGCCTCTTAAAGGGGCTCGTACTAGCCCCTTTAAGGCCCTAGAGGGGGGTTATTCGCGTAGGCCGCCCTAGCCCTTAAAGTCCTAATAAGAGGGGGGGGTTCTTATAGAAGGGGCTGCAGGAATCGCTGCCCTTCTTCCGGAGACCGAAGGGGCCCACCACTGAAAGGGGCCGCAGGAATCGCTGCCCAAGGCCAAGAACTGCATAGAGCAGGGAATACTTATCAGTCTTTCCTTTGTTTCTTACTAAGGAGCACCCATTATAACTAATTATATTCATACTTACTTACTTATAAGTTATAATGGGCTGGCAATCTTCAGTGGCCAGGGGGCAGCGGTTCTTCTTTCCTGCCCCTCGTAGAAGAAGCCGCAGAAGGGCGGTCGGGGGCCCCAGCCCATACTTGGGGCTGGGGTCCCCTACGGCTCTCTCTTGGTTTTTCCCCTTAAAACTAAGTATAGTCTGACTATACTTAGTTTTAAGGGGAAAAACCAAGAACGGGCTTTTCCTTGGTTTTTCCTCGGGGGCCCCTAGCCCCAAGTTGGGGCTAGGGGCCCCCAACCATTAAAATGAACTATAACTAAGTTATAGTTCATTTTAATGGTTGGGGGCCCCTAGCCCCAACTTGGGGCTAGGGGCCCCCGAGGAAAAACCAAGAACGGGCTTGGGGGCCCCTGCCCCAAGTTGGGGCTTTCCTTGGTTTTTCCCCTTAAACCTAAGTATAGTCTGACTATACTTAGGTTTAAGGGGAAAAACCAAGGACGGGCCCCCGACCCCTGCCCCAAGTTGGGGCTTTCCTTGGTTTTTCCCCTTAAACCTAAGTATAGTCTGACTATACTTAGGTTTAAGGGGAAAAAACAAGAACGGGCCCCTGCCCCAAGTTGGGGCTAGGGGCCCCCGACCCCCGACCCCCAGCCCCAAGTATGGGCTGGGGGCCCCCGACCCCAGCCCCAAGTATGGGCTGGGGCCCCCAACCCCCGAGCCTTTCCTCCGCTTCCCCTCCGGTTTCCCATTATAAAGAAGTTTAGCTAGACCCCTTCGGTCTAAACTTATTTATAAAGGGAAAAGGGTTCGATGGCCACCCCCCTCGATGGCCGCCCCCGGCCATCGAGGGGGAAGAACCCTTTTCCCATTATAAATAAGTTTAGTTAGACTAAACTTATTTATAATGGGAAAAAACAAGGAAGGGAAAGAGCCTTTCCTATAGCTGTTTTTATTAGAAGTCGACTTATAGGTTAGGTTAATAAGAAACCTGAACCTTTCAGTCCCCTCAGCGGGGAGAGCAGCCCCCTAGGTGGCAAGCCTTTATTGCGTAAGAGTATTTTTACTGGAAAACCGTTTGGTCTGCGCCTTATATTTATAAGTAAGTAAGTAAGTACGTAAGTAACCGAAGGGTAGTGGGCCAGTACCCTTCGGTAAGTAAGAATTCCCCGTCGGAATATTATAAGTATAAGGCGCAGCCCAAAGGGGGGGACTGCTTGTTCAACTAAAAAAAAAGAAACAGAAACGAACGCAGAAACCTAATAAGAATAAAGTGAAAAAGAAAACAAATATATGTTAAAACTTTTTATAAATAAACTAATATGTTTTTATATTCTAAAAATCTTAAAAATTTAAATGTTGTAAATTGTAGCTGCTCGGGGGCTATAGGGCCCCCGGCCTACGAGGGGGCTCTTCCCCAGTCGGAGCTGCTACTCCCCAGCCGGAGCTGCTCGGGGGGCTCTGGGCTTGGCCCTCATCGAAGCAGCCCCCAATTATGGGCTTGTGGCCCCTACGCGAAGCAGCGTTGGGGGCTCGGAGGCCGCCGGCCTACGAGGGAAACCGGGGTAACGAGCCCCCTCGTAGGCCGGGTAACCAGCCCCCACGTAGGCCGGGGGACATCGAGCCCGCTCGGGGGTGCGAAGCCCCACCCGACGGGTGCTCCGCCCCGACCGGCTGCTTTATCGAGGGGCGGTCGGGGGCCCCAGCCCCAACTTGGGGCTGGGGCCCCCGAGCCATCGACCAACTCTAAAAAAGTTAAGCTTTTTAGACAAAGGGCACTTGACGGACCACCAGCAATTATGTTTAGTGAAAGGAGGGCAGGGAACGTAAAGTTGAAGCCCAAATTTTCATATTTAGAAACATTTAAACGTTCCAATCAAGATACATCTATATTACATAAACCAGTTGTTTTTGAAGGAAACTGGGTACAAACAGGTGATTTTTTAACCGATTGCGCTAGTAGTGTAGGTGGAGAACTATCATTAGGTCAAAATATTTTAATAGCTTATATGCCATGGGAAGGTTATAATTTTGAAGACGCTATTCTAATAAGTGAAAGATTAGTTATAGATGATTTATATACTTCGGTACATATAGAACGTTACGATATTGAAACTTATGAAACAAAATTAGGTTTTGAAGAAATAACGAAAGATATACCTGATATTTCTGGAAAAGAAATTGAAAATTTAGATTCTTTTGGTATTATAAAAACGGGTGCATGGGTAGAAGAAGGGGATATATTAGTTGGTAAAACTACACCTATTCATAAAAAAAACATTTCACCTTATCAAAAACTTTTGTATACTATTTTACAAAAACAAATACGTCCTATACGTGATAGTTCGTTACGTGCACCTAAAGGTATTAAAGCAAAAGTTATTGATATTAAATATTTTGGAACGCCGAAACGCAAAATTTCCCCCTCGTTGGCCGGGGGCTCGTTGGCCGCCCCCGGCCAACGAGGGGGCGGCCAACGAGCCCCCGGCCAACGAGGGGGCGGCCAACGAGCCCCCGGCCAACGAGGGGGCGGCCATCGAGCCCCTAGACTAGAGGGTGAAAGGCTGCCGGAGTACGGCAGCCTTTCAGCCTCTAGTCTCCGCTCTTCCCCTAGACTAGAGCGGATCCGCCCAGACTCCGGCAGCATTTCATCCTATAGTCGAGGGGAAAAACCCCCGAACCACTGAAAGGACCAAGCCACTGAAAGGCCCCAGGCCCACGACAACTGAAAGGACCAGCCCGGGTTACCTCTAGGGCAGGGGTCGGGCTACGAGTCCCAAAAGCAGCCTTGCCTGGAGAGGACCTATTTTAGGAAGAACTGGTTAAAAAAACCTGTATTTTTAAGAAAAGATCTTAAAAATAAATTTTTAAAAAATATAAAAACAATACATATATATTTAGCCGAAAAACGTAAAATACAAGTGGGTGATAAAATGGCAGGACGTCATGGGAATAAAGGTATTGTGTCAAAAATTTTACCTATTACAGATATGCCTTTTTTGCCAGATGGCACACCAATAGATATGATATTAAATCCATTAGGTGTCCCCTCTAGGATGAATGTAGGTCAAATATACGAATGTTTATTAGGGTTAGCAGGTAAATATTTAGGTGAACATTATAAAATTAAGTCATTTGATGAAATTTATGGTCCTGAAGCAAGTCGTAGTTTTGTTTTTGATAAGCTTTATCAAGCACGTCTAAAAACTGGACTAAAATGGTTGTTTCAACCGTCGTTTCCTGGAAAAATACGTATATACGATGGTAGGACTGGTGAAACATTTCATCAACGTGTTACGGTCGGTATTGCTTATATGTTACGATTAGTACACATGGTTGATGATAAAATACATATGCGTTCAACCGGACCTTATTCTTTAGTAACTCAACAACCTTTACGAGGTCGTTCAAAACAAGGAGGTCAACGACTTGGTGAAATGGAAGTCTGGGCTTTAGAAGGTTATGGTGCTGCTTTTACTTTATTAGAAATGTTAACAATAAAATCAGATGATATGACAGGGCGAATGACTTTATGGTCAAATTTTATTTTAAATAAAGAAATTTCAATTGGTACACCGGAATCTTTTAAAGTTTTAGTTTGTGAATTACAAGCTTTATGTTTAGATATAGGTTTATTTCGTTATACGGAAACAATAAATTCTTTAGCGTCGGCGCCGCTTTCTAATACTAGCAGCCCTAAATATTTTAGTAATGATAAAAAAGAAAAAGCAAAAAACAATTTACATTTAAAAGAAATTAATAGTTTACTTAATCTTCCATAAATTTTCGGATCTCAGAACCCCCTTTATGTATGTTGCTTTAAAAGCGTTTGCTTTCTACATTTAGCAGAAATCTTACTTACTCTCTTACTTACTTACTTATAAGAGCAGTTCTTCTGCTATATTTCTTCCTGTTCTTCTTCTAGGGCTGCTTTGCGGGGATAGAAGACCAGAAGAACCCTTTTTCTTCCTTGTCTTCTTATTCCCGTAGGAACCAGGACTTATCTTAATTTCTTAAGTATGTCTTCCTTTCCCGTATGTTGAGTCCTTTAGCAGCGATTCGCAGATGGGCTTTAAGGCGCGGCTATAGGGGCATTTCTTCTAGTCTGCAGGATGTGCTTCCTCTAAGTTATAAGTAAGTGTTCAGTCTTTCTGAATCTAGGAAGCCCTTTTTATTCCTTGTTCCTGTACTCCGTAGGCAACTTCTAAGGCTCGTAAACTAAAAGGGGTTTTCTTACTTCCTTACTTACTTACTTATAAGTATTCTTATAGGTAGACGTATAAGTAAGTAGGCCAGTACCCTTCGGTAAGCCAGTACCCTTCGGGAATACCCTTCGGAAATACCCTTCGGGAATACCCTACGGTAATACCCTTCGGTAAGAAAACCAGCTCTAGGAAAGGATTGAAAGTTAAAAGTACTGAAAGGGGCTTTCCTTTGTTTCCTACATTAATAAACTTATTTATAAGTAAGTTTCTTAATGTAGGAAACAAACGGTGCACCCCTCCGTTTACTTTTCCTATTCTAATTAACTATAAATTAGTTATAGTTAATTAGAATAGGAAAAGTAAACGGAGGGGTGCCGTTCCCTTGCTCCTTTGTTTTTCTCGGGGGACTGACTGGCTAGGGAACCCGGTCTTCTTGTACTTCCTTGGTTTTTCCCATTATAATTAACTATAACTAAGTTATAGTTAATTATAATGGGAAAAACCAAGTAAGTACAAGAAGACCGGGTTCCCTAGCAAGAACCCATAGACCGAAGGGCCCCATAATCTGCGGCAGCTCTGCAAGAACCCCTTAAAGGAGCAGAAGACCCCCCCCTTCTACGGGCACCCATCGTAGGCTGGGTTACGAGCCCTGAGGATTCTCTCCCCTTCTAGCCCCTTCGTAGGCCTGCTTTAAAGTAAGAAGGTAGGCCTACTCTTAATAAGAACCCCCTCGTAACTTTCTTATAAATAAGAAGGGCGGTCTACTCTTAATAAATAAGAACCCCGAGAGAAGAAAGGGGCGAGGTAAACCGGTCGGGGGTTCGATGGCCAGGGGGTGGTCGGGGGTTGGGGGTTGGGGGTTGGGGGCCCCAGCCCCAACCCCCAACCCCCAACCCCCAACCCCCAACCCCCGAGCCATCGAACCCCCGAGCGGCTCCCCTCCTCCTATTAGTTAGAATTCACTATACTTAGGTATAGTGAATTCTAATAGGAAAACTTCAGCCCCTTTGTTTCATAGCGGAAGAGCACCACTGAAGTTTTCCTATTAGAATTCACTATACTTAGGTATAGTGAATTCTAATAGGAAAACTTCAGCCCCTTTGTTTCATAGCGGAAGAGCACCCATTAGAACGAATTCTTATAGTAAGAATAGAATTCGTTCTAATGGGTGCTCTTCCGCTATGAAACAAAGGAAAGCCCATTAGAAATAATTCTTACTTACTTATAAGTTATAATGGGCAGTATTCAGTGGCATAGAGTAGGATCTTCAGGACGCCTCAGGGGTTCTTCTATAACGCAGAAGCCCTTCTTATTTATAATAAAGTTACGAGGGGGTTCTTATTAAGAGTAGGCCAGCCCTATAGGGGGATAGAAGGGGTTCTTCTGCTTTCCCCTCTTCCTATGTTTTTCCCCTTAAACCTAAGTTTAGACCGAAGGGGTCTAGCTAAACTTAGGTTTAAGGGGAAAAACATAGGAAGAGGGGAAAGCAGAAGAATCGCTGCCTTCTTCCAGCAGAAGGGCCCCCTGCCTTGTCTGCAGCAGCCCCTTCGGTCTAGGGGCTCTCTGCGTACCTTAAAGGAGCCCTTCTCTCTCTCTTTCCCTCCGGCTTATTAGCCCTCCGGTGCTGCTTCTTTCCTTGGTTTTTCCTCGGGGGCCCCTAGCCCCAAGTTGGGGCTAGGGGCCCCCGAGGAAAAGGACAGCCCTTCTGCTGCGGTCGGTAAAGCCCTTTAAAGAGGGGGCAACCAAGAACTGCTGCTATTAAAAAATCTTCGGCTTTTTCTTTTCAGTATTCCTCTTGCTGCTCTGGGGTTATTCGAGTAGGCTCGGGGGGGCCCCAGCCCATACTTGGGGCTGGGGTTGGGGGCTCGGGGGCCCCTAGCCCCAAGTTGGGGCTAGGGGCCCCCAACCCCTGCCCATACTTGGGGCAGGGGTTGGGGCCCCTGCCCCAACTATGGGCTGGGGGCCCGTCCTTGGTTTTCTCCTCCCCTCCGGCTTAAAACTAAGTATAGTCTGACTATACTTAGTTTTAAGCCGGAGGGGAGGAGAAAACCAAGGAAGAGCCCGTCCTTGGTTTTTCTCGGGGGCCCCTAGCCCCAAGTTGGGGCTAGGGGCCCCCAACCCATTAAAATGAACTATAACTAAGTTATAGTTCATTTTAATGGGTTGGGGGCCCCTAGCCCCAACTTGGGGCTAGGGGCCCCCGAGAAAAACCAAGGAAAAGCCCGTTCTTGTTTTTTCCCCCTCGTTGGCCGGGGGCGGCCAACGAGGGGGAAAAACCAAGAGAGAGCCGTAGGGGACCCCAGCCCCAAGTATGGGCTGGGGCCCCCCCGACCGCCCTTCTGCTATACTTAAAGGGGCACCATCGAGGGGTCTCGTAGAAGCAGGGCTAGTACGAGCCCTTCTGCTGAGGTCCAAAAACAAAGCAGCAGTTCTTCTACCTTTGTTTTCCACTTTAAGGGGATCGTACTAGCCCAGCCCTACTAAGAGGGGGCCCACTCTTCTATAACGGCCCTTCAGGAAAGGCAGAGAGGGGGTTCTTCTCGAACCTAGCCCTTCTTACGCAGAAGCCCTAAAAAGAGGGGGTTCTTCGAAATACCTCCTGCTGTTCCTAATAAGAAGAACAGCAGTTTTAAAGCCGAAGAGCAGACCGAAGAGTCGTCCTCCTGCTGGTTCTTCTGCCAGAGTCCGACGAACAGCAGCATAACGAACCCGCCTTACTGAAAGGAAAGAGCCGATGGTTTTTTAAAAGGAGCAGCCGGTCTGCTGCTGGACCCTTTCAGTAGTTTTCTTATTATAAATAAGTTTAGTAGAACCGAAGGATCCTGGACTTATTTATAATAAGAAAACTTCTCTTTTTGTTTCATAGCCGAAGAGCAGGCGAGACCGGTTCGGAAAGACCGGTTTCCCTAGGCCCTAGAACAAACGGGGCTGCTGGCTGCTTTAAACGCCGAAGAACCGCTGCCCTTCTTCCAGACAAGGCAGGGCTAGGGGCCACTGAAAGGACCGAAGGGGTACGGGGCCCGTGCCTTGTCTGGAAGAAGGGCAGCGGTTCTTCGGCGTTTAAAGCAGCCAGCATCCCCATTAGGTCTCTCTTAGGAGCGGGCTTCTAGGGGTTCGAGAGGAGCACCCTTTCCTGAAAGGACCGAAGGGCTCCTTTTAAAGGCGAGGGGCCCCTTCTAATAAATTATAACTTATTAAGTTATAGTTAATTAGAATAGGGGCTTTCCTTGGGGTTCGATGGCCACCCCTTCTGCTGGCCATCGAAGGAGAGAGGGGGGAGGGAACGGATTATATTTGAATATAATCCGTTCTTTCCTTGGTTTTTCCCATTATAATTAACTATAACTTAGTTATAGTTAATTATAATGGGAAAAACCAAGGGTTCGATGGCCCCCCTCGATGGCTGCTTCAGAAGAAGGGCGGCCATCGAGCCCCGGGTTCGATGGCCACCCCGGCCATCGAGGGGCCATAGAGGGGAAGGCAGTTCTTCTGTGAGAAAAGGACCGAATTTTTACCATTATAAAAATATAAGTCCGTCCTTTTCTACTGCCATTATAATTAACTATAACTTAGTTATAGTTAATTATAATGGTCGGGGGCCCCTAGCCCCAACTTGGGGCTAGGGGCCCCCGAGGAAAAACCAAGGAAAGATCCTTCGGTTCTTGCTCTTCCTTGGGTTTTCCTCGGGGGCCCCTAGCCCCAAGTTGGGGCTAGGGGCCCCCGACCATTATAATTAACTATAACTAAGTTATAGTTAATTATAATGGGCTTTCCTGCTTCTACGAGGGGTCCGAAGGGAGAATTTTTACCATTATAAATAAGTCCAGCTCCCCTCCCCTCTTACGCTTCTCTCCCTACGGCTCCGGCCTCTAACGCTTCGCTCCGCCCCTCCGGCTACGGCCTCAGCCCCTCCGGCTACCGCTCCCCTCCCCTCCCTTCTCTCCTACCCTTCGGTCCGGCTTCCCTCCGGTCCGGCTCTTACGCTTCGCTCCCGACGGCTACGGCTCCGGCTACCCTCCGGTCCGGTCCGGTTCGGTCCGGTCCGGGTAGACCACTTCGTTCCCTACGGCGCCGGCTACCCTCCGGTCCGGCTACGGCTCCGGTTTCCCTACGGTCCCTTCCTTCCTTCCTTCTACCCTCCGGCTACCCTTCGGTCCGGCTCTCCTTCCCTACGGTCCGGTCCGCCTCTCCCCTCTTACGCTTCGCTCCCTACGGCTCCGGTCCGGTCCGGCTCTCCCTTCCCTCTTACGCTGCGCTCCCTCCGGCTCCGGCTACCCTCCGGTTCGGTCCGGTCCGGGTAGACCACTTCGTCTCCTTCCCTCCGGTCCGGCTCCGGGGCGGAGCAACCGGCGGGTGCTCCGCCCCGCCCGGCTACCCCCCCCCGGTACGGCTACGGCTACGGCTCCGGCTCCGGCTGAGGCTTGACCCCTTCGGTCTAAACTTATTTATAATGGTAAAAATTCCTCTTTTAAAGGAGGGGCTCGTAGGCCGCCCCGGCCTACGAGGGGGAATCGGTTCTTGCAGAAGAAAGGCTCGGGGGTTGGGGGCCCCAGCCCATACTTGGGGCTGGGGCCCCCGAGCCCCAGCCCCAAGTATGGGCTGGGGCCCCCGACCGCCCTTATGCCTCGATGGCTGCTTCGCAGAAGGGGCGGCCATCGAGCCCCTTCTTTCCCCTCGCTGGCCCCTCGATGGCCGGGGTGGCCATCGAACCCGGGGCTCGATGGCCGCCCCCGGCCATCGAGGGGGTGGGTTCGATGGCCACCCCGGCCATCGAGGGGCCAGCGAACCCTTGGTTTTTCCCATAATAAATAATTATATTTAAATATAATTATTTATTATGGGCGGGGTCGAAACATAGAAGCAGACAGGCTTCTTCTTTCCTCCGCTTTTCCCTCTCTGTATTTTTTTCCCATTATAAATAAGTTTAGACCGAAGGGGTCTAGCTAAACTTATTTATAATGGGAAAAACCAAGGAAAGGCCGCAGAAGGGCTCGATGGCCGCTCGGGGGCCCCCAGCCCCAAGTTGGGGCTGGGGGCCCCCAACCCCTTCTGCCGCTTCTTCATCGAGGGGGGTGGCCTTTCCCCTCGATGGCCCCTCGATGGCCGGGGTGGCCATCGAACCCGGGGATCGATGGCCGCCCTTCTTCCGAAGCAGCCATCGAGGGGGGCCATCGAACCCTAAGTTTTACTCTAACCCTCCGGGCTCGTAGGCCGCCCCGGCCTACGAGGCAGAAGGCGATTTTCCTCTTACGCTTCGCTCCCTCCGGCTTATAAATAAGTTTAGCTAGACCCCTTCGGTCTAAACTTATTTATAAGCCGGAGGGAGCGAAGCGTAAGAGGAAACTTCCTAGCTCCGGTTTATAATTAACTATAACTTTGTTATAGTTAATTATAATGGGAAAAACCTATTAGGGGTTCGATGGCCACCCCCTCGTTGGCCGGGGGGGGGCGGCCAACGAGCCCCCTCTGCCTATGTTTTCTCCCTCCTACTCCGGTCGGGGGCCCCAGCCCATACTTGGGGCTGGGGCCCCCGAGCTCCGGCTTAAACCTAAGTATAGACCGAAGGGGTCTAGCTATACTTAGTTTTAAACCGGAGGGGCTCGATGGCCGCCACCCGGCCATCGAGGGGGTGGAGAAAACAAACATAGGAGAGGCTCGGGGGCCCCAGCCCCTACTTGGGGCTGGGGCCCCCGAGCCCCAGCCCCAAGTAGGGGCTGGGGCCCCCGACCGCAGAAGTGGCGGCCATCGAGCCCCGGGTTCGATGGCCACCCCGGCCATCGAGGGGCCATCGAGTGGAAGAACCCCTCCTTTAAAAGAGGAATTTTTACCATTATAAATAAGTTTAGACCGTAGGGGTCAAGCCTCAGCCGGAGCCGGAGCCGTAGCCGTAGAAGAGGACCGTAGCCGGAGGGGCGGAGCGAAGCGTTAGAGGCCGGAGCCGTAGGGAGCGAAGCGTAAGAGGGGAGGGGAGCTGGACTTATTTATAATGGTAAAAATTCCTAGCCCATTATAATTAATTATATTTAAATATAGTTAATTATGTCCTTGGTTTTCCCCTCTACCACTTCGTTCCGCCCCTCCGGCTACGGCTCCCCTCTACCACTTCGTTCCCTACGGCTTTCCCTACGGCTCCTACCCTCTCCCCTACGGCGGTCTCTTCTACCCTCCGGCTCCTCTACCACTTCGTTCCCTCCGGTCCGGTCCGGGTAGACCACTTCGTTCCCTACGGCTACGGCTACCCTCCGGTCCGGCTACGGCTCCGGCCTCTAACGCTTCGCTCCGCCCCCTCGGCCTTGGTGAGGTTAGAATTTTAGACCGAAGGGGTCTAGCTAAATTTATGTATAATGGGAAAACCCAAGGGTTCGTAGGCTCGGGGGGGGCCCAGCCTTGGGGCTGGGGCCCCCCCGAGCCTACGAGAAGAACCCCTGCTCTTTGCTTCTACGAGGGGAAGGGAAAAACCAAGGAAGAGGGGTCTAACTAAACTTATTTATAATGGTAAAAATTCTCCCTTCTTTAAGGCTCGTTGTCCTCCGCTTAACCTCCGGCTTTCCTCTGCTTTCCCTCCGGTTTCCTATTTAAACGGATTATATTTGAATATAATACGTTTAAATAGGAAAAGGACGGAATTTTTACCATTATAAATAAGTTTAGCTAGACCCCTTCGGTCTAAACTTATTTATAATGGTAAAAATTCCTAGCCCATTATAATTAACTACAACTTAGTTATAGTTAATTATGTCCTTGTTTTTTCCCTTATAATTTTAGACCGAAGGGGTCTAGCTAAAAATATAAGGGAAAAAAACAAGGAAGAGGGGAAAGCCGGAGGGGTTCGTAGGCCACCTGCTTATACGAGGGGAAAGCGGAGGAAGCCATTAAGCCTACTTTAAAGGCTGCCAGTACTGCTGCTTGGTTTTTCAGCAGCAGAACGGATTCTATTTGAATATAATACGTTCCCTCCCCCTCGTAGAAGCAGCCGGGGCGGTCGGGGGCCCCAGCCTTGGGGCTGGGGCCCCCGAGCCCCAGCCCCAAGGCTGGGGCCCCCGACCGCCCCCGGCTGCTTCTACGAGGGGAAGAGCCCAAGGAAAGCCTTTAAAAGGGGCTAGGAATTTTTACCTTTCCAGGCTGCCGGAATCGCCGCCCTTCTGCAAGAAGAGTAGGCCTCCCTCTCTCCCCTTCGTTTAAAGGCGGTCTCCCTCTTTCCTTGGTTTTTACCATTATAATTAACTATAACTTAGTTATAGTTAATTATAATGGTAAAAACCAAGGAAAGAGGGCGGCTCCGGTGGCGCGCGGCTGATGAGATACGAGCCCTTCTGCCGCAGAAGAAGAGGTCTAACTAAACTTATTTATAATGGTAAAAATTCTCCCTCCTTCGGGCTATTCCCCTCGATGGCCCCTCGATGGCCGGGGTGGCCATCGAACCCGGGGATCGATGGCCGCCCTTCTTCCGAAGCAGCCATCGAGGGGGGGGGCCATCGAACCCTTGGAAAGATCCATTTAAATGAACTATAACTTTGTTATAGTTCATTTAAATGGATCTTTCCAAGCCGGACCGAACCGAAGCCGGAGCCGTACCGGACCGAAGGGAACGAAGTGGTAGAGGAGAGGCTCGGGGGCCCCAGCCCCAAGGCTGGGGCCCCCGACCGCCGTAGGGGAAAGGGTAGCAGAGCGTAAGAGGCCGAAGGGTAGCAGAGCGTAAGAGCCGGAGCCGTACCGGACCGGAGGGAGCGAAGCTAGAGAGGCCGAAGGGTAGCAGAGCTCTGTCGGCCGAAGGGTAGCAGAGCGTAAGAGGGGAGGGGAGAGCCGGACCGGACCGGACCGGAGGGAGCGAAGCGTAAGAGGACGAAGTGGTAGAGGAGCCGGACCGGAGCCGTAGCCGTAGGGACCGAAGGGTAGCAGAAAGAGAGAGCCGGAGGGAAGGAGGGGAGAGAAGGAAGGGCCGCCCCGGCTGCTTCTACGAGGGGAGGGACTGCTGCTAGTTTTTTCCTCGGGGGCCCCTAGCCCCAAGTTGGGGCTAGGGGCCCCCGACCATTATAATTAACTATAACTAAGTTATAGTTAATTATAATGGTCGGGGGCCCCTAGCCCCAACTTGGGGCTAGGGGCCCCCGAGGAAAAAACTAGGAAAGCCATCAGCAGCCCCCTCTCTGCCTTTAAGGAAGACGGGCGAGCCCTTGTTTAGAGTCCAACTAATATGTTCTTTCCATCATATATGCTTTAAGGAAGAAGGGCGTCCTATAAGAAACGACGATTTTTGTACCTTTTTACTCACTTATTAGACGCTTTTTATTACAGGTTTAGAGTTCTATATGGCGGAAGCCCCTCTCTTATAATTTAATTAATTAAGAATTTGATTCTGGGCTGTCCAAGCACCGCTTTCCCCTCGTAGGCCGGGGTGGCCTACGAACCCCTCCGGTTTCCCATTATAATTAACTATAACTTAGTTATAGTTAATTATAATGGGAAACCGGAGGGGTTCGTAGGCCACCCCGGCCTACGAGGGGAAAGCGGAGGAAAGAAGCAGCCGGGACACCCTCTTGTAGCTTATTGCTTGTAGGAGCATGGCTCCATAGAGAAATATGGGAAGGAGGGTGCACTTACTTACGTATAAGTAAGAGCCTGTATATTCGACCCTTGCTTCTTAAAGGAACAGGCTTTAAGGAGCCCCGAAGCCACTTATTGGTCTAATCCTCTTCTAAGCCAGTACCCTTCGGCTAATAAGAAGTTGATTTTTAAGGAGCACCCTCGCTTCTAAGGCCCTCCATAGAGCAATAAGGCTTTATAGAGACCTCTTATAAGGTAAGTAAGGTAAGGGAAGGTAAGGAACTTAGTAAGAACTTGATTCTACCTCTTATTTAAAGCTTCTTAAAGAACAGGCCTCCTTTAAAGAAGAAGACCGGTATAAGGGACTTACTCTCTTACTTACTCTCTTACTTACTTAGCGAAGCGTACTGGCCCACTACCCTACGGTTACTTAGCGAAGCGTACTGGCCCACTATCCTTCGGTTAGCGAAGCGTTTCCCCTCTTCCTATGTTTTACTCTACCCCTCCGGCTCCCTTCCCTCTTTCCCTCCGGTCCCTCCGGCTCCGGCTACCCTTCGGTCCGGTCCGGCTTAAACCTAAGTATAGACCGAAGGGGTCTAGCTATACTTAGTTTTAAACCGAAGGGGCTATATGGCCGCTCGGGGGCCCCTAGCCCCAAGTTGGGTCGGGGGCCCCTAGCCCCAACTTGGGGCTAGGGGCCCCCGAGGCTTTCCTTGGTTTTTGGCCCCTAGCCCCAAGTTGGGGCTAGGGGCCCCCCCTTAAACCTAAGTATAGCTAGACCCCTTCGGTCTATACTTAGGTTTAAGGGGGGCCCCTAGCCCCAACTTGGGGCTAGGGGCCAAAAACCAAGGACGGGCCCCCCTTCTGCGGCCATATAGGGGGTGGAGAAAACATAGCCGGACCGAAGGGTAGCCGGAGCCGTAGGGAACGAAGTGGTAGAGGGAAGGAAGGGCCGCAGAAGGGCTCGATGGCTGGCCCTTCTGCGGCCGCAGAAGGGGTGGCCATCGAACCCTTTCTCCACCCCTTCGGTTTAAAATTAACTATAACCTAGTTATAGTTAATTTTAAACCGAAGGGGTGGAGAAGGCCCACTACCCTTCGGTTAGCGAAGCGTACTGGCTTAGCGAAGCGGACTAGCCCACTACCCTTCGGTTAGCGAAGCGTACTGGCTTAGCGAAGCGGTTCCTCCGTTTTCCCTCCGGTTCTCCACCCCCGGCCGCCCCTTCTGCGGCCGGGGGTGGAGAACCGGAGGGAAAGCGGAGGACGGCCCACTACCCTTCGGTTAGCGAAGCGTACTGGCCCACTACCCTTCGGTTACTTAGCGAAGCGTACTGGCTTACTTACTTACTTATAAAACGTAAAATCCTCTTATAAGTAAGTAGTTGATTCTGGTCTCCCTTCCCTTCGGTCTTCTAGCTTCTTAAAAGAAGAGGCCTCCCTGTTCCATAAAGCCACTTATAGAATCCTCTTATAAGTAAGTAAAAAGGATAGATTCCCTCTTCCTGCTGAGAAAAGGGCTACTGCTATAGGAGACTTCCTGTTCTTCTAAGCGGTATAGGGGCCCACTTATTAGGATGTTGGTATAATCCTCTTATAAGTAACTAAGAAGTTGATTCTGGTCTCCTTCCCTCCGGCTATTCCTGATGAGATCCAGGCCTGCTTTTAAGAAGAAGAGCAGGAAAAGGTACTTAGCTTATTAAGAGTTCTAGACCTCTTATAAGTAAGAAGTTGTCTCTACCCTCGCTTAGAGCAGAACCAAGGCTTCCAAGAACAGAGAGGAGGGACTTAATAAGATAAGAGGGTGCACCCTCTTATAAGTAATTAAGCCGGTTTCGGGTGTTCTTAAAGGACCACCATTTCTATCTGGGCTCTTCCTTTTCCCATTATAAATAAGTTTAGACCGAAGGGGTCTAGCTAAACTTATTTATAATGGGAAAAAACAAGGGTTCGTAGGCTCGGGGGGGGCCCCAGCCCATACTTGGGGCTGGGGTTGGGGGCCCCTGCCCATACTTGGGGCAGGGGCCCGTCCTTGGTTTTCTCCACCCCTTCGGTTTAAAATGAACTATAACTTAGTTATAGTTCATTTTAAACCGAAGGGGTGGAGAAAACCAAGGAAAAGCCCGTTCTTGGTTTTTCCTCGGGGGCCCCTAGCCCCAAGTTGGGGCTAGGGGCCCCCAACCCTTAAAACTAAGTATAGCTAGACCCCTTCGGTCTATACTTAGTTTTAAGGGTTGGGGGCCCCTAGCCCCAACTTGGGGCTAGGGGCCCCCGAGGAAAAACCAAGAGAGAGCCGTAGGGGACCCCAGCCCCAAGTATGGGCTGGGGCCCCCGACCACCCCCGGCCGCAGAAGGGGCGGCCATCGAGCCCTTCTGCGGCCCTTCTTCCCTCCGGCTATGTTTTCTCCTCCCCTCCGGCTTATAATTAACTATAACTTTGTTATAATTAATTATAAGCCGGAGGGGAGGAGAAAACATAGGAAGAGGGGAAAGGCCGCCCTTCTGCGGCTTCTTCTACGAGGGGCTAGGAATTTTTACCATTATAAATAAGTTTAGTTAGACTAAACTTATTTATAATGGTAAAAATTTCGTCCTTTTCCTATTTAAACGGATTATATTCAAATATAATCCGTTTAAATAGGAAAAAACAAGGGTTCGATGGCCACCCCTATATGGCCGGAAGAAGGGCGGCCATCGAGCCCCTTCGATGGCCAGGGGGTGGCCATCGAACCCCCGGGTTCGTAGGCTCGGGGGCTCGGGGGCCCCCTGCCCATAGTATGGGCAGGGGCCCCCAACCCCAGCCCCAAGTCTGGGCTGGGGCTCTCTCTTGGTTTTTCCTCGGGGGCCCCTAGCCCCAAGTTGGGGCTAGGGGCCCCCAACCCTTAAAACTAAGTATAGACCGAAGGGGTCTAGCTATACTTAGTTTTAAACCGGAGGGGTGGAGAAAACCAAGGACGGGCTTGGGGGCCCCTGCCCCAAGTTGGGGCTAGGGGCCCCCGACCCCCAGCCCATAGGCTGGGGCCCCCTACCACCCCCTCGATGGCCGCAGAAGGGGCGGCCATCGAGCCCCGGGTGGCCACCCCGGCTGCTTCAGCGAGGGGCCAACGAGGGGCCCTTCCTTCCCCTCTACCACTTCGTTCCGCTCGGGGGTTGGGGGCTCGGGGGCCCCTGCCCATAGTTGGGGCAGGGGCCCCCCGCCCATACTATGGGCTGGGGGCCCCTGCCCCAACTATGGGCAGGGGCCCCCGAGCCCCCGAGCCCCAGCCCATAGTATGGGCGGGGGGGCCCCTGCCCAACTATGGGCAGGGGCCCCCGAGCCCCCGACCCCTCCGGCTACGGTCCTCTCCCCTCGTAGGCCGGGACGGCCTACGAGCCCAAGGGCTACGGCTCCGGCTCTCCCTTCCTCCCTCCTCTCCCCTCCTTCCCTCCGGCTCTACCACTTCGTTCCCTACGGCTACGGTCGGGGGCCCCCAGCCCCAACTTGGGGCTGGGGGCCCCCGAGCTCCGGTACGGCTACGGCTCCGGCTACCCTCCAGTCCGGTCCGGCTATGTTTTCTCCACCCCCTATATGGCCGGGGGAAGGGCGGCCATATAGCCCCTTAAAACTAAGTTTAGACCGAAGGGGTCTAGCTAAACTAAGTTTTAAGGGGCTATATGGCCGCCCTTCCCCCGGCCATATAGGGGGTGGAGAAAACATAGGAAGAGGGGAAAGCCGCCCCTTCTGCGCAGAAGAGGTTGTTCTCCCTTCTTACTCCCTTTCCCTTCAGGGCAAAAGGGCCCACTCTTATTTTATTTTACTTTATTTAGAGTAGGCCTGCTATGTTGGAACTCTTGTAAGTAAGAGCCGATTCGACCTATAATAGCTACGGTGCTCCTTAAAAGACTCCATTGCGGTGGCTGCTTCGCCGGAAGCCCCCGTTTCTACGTATACGCGCCGCTTCTGCGGAGTTATTAGGGCTTTACTTTCGGCCAGGAGAAACGCCCTTATTTACTAATAAGAGATAAGCGGGGGGCTGCTGGTGGCTTTCCTTGGGGTTCGATGGCTCGGGGGCCCCAGCCCCAAGGCTGGGGCTCTTCCTTGGTTTTTCTCGGGGGCCCCTAGCCCCAAGTTGGGGCTAGGGGCCCCCAACCCCTTAAAACTAAGTATAGCTAGACCCCTTCGGTCTATACTTAGGTTTAAGGGGAAAAACCAAGAACGGGCTTGGGGGCCCCTGCCCCAAGTCTGGGCGGGGCCGCCTTCGGTCTAGGGGCCCCCGACCCCCAGCCCCAAGTATGGGCTGGGGGCCCCCCGACCAACCCCTGGCCATCGAAGGGGCTCTCTCCTTCCCTCCGGCTCGTAGAAGCAGCCGGGGCGGCCCTTCTTCCCTACGCCTTGGGCTCGTAGGCCGCCCTTCTGCGGCTTCTTCTACGAGGGGAAAGATCCATTTAAATGAACTATAACTTAGTAGGTTATAGTTCATTTAAATGGATCTTTCCCCTCGTAGAAGAAGCCGCAGAAGGGCGGCCTACGAGCCCAAGGAAGAGACTGAAAGGTCCAGAGCACCGCTTTCCCTCCGGTTTCCCCTTATAAATAAGTTTAGTTAGACTAAACTTATTTATAATAGGAAACCGGAGGGAAAGCGGTGCTTGGAAAGGCCGCCCTTCTTTCCTGCCCCTCGTAGGCTCGGGGGCCCCATCCCCAAGGCTGGGGCCCCCGACCGCAGAAGGGCGGCCTACGAGCCCTAAGGAGCTTTCCCTTCGGGCTCGTACGCCGCCCTTCTGCGGCCTACGAGCCCTAAGGAGCTTTCCCTCCAAGCTCGTAGGCCGCCCTTCTGCGGCCTACGAGGCAGAAGGCGAGGGATTTTTCCCATTATAATTAACTATAACTAAGTAATAGTTAATTATAATGGGCTTTCCCCTCTTCCTATGTTTTCCCCTCTACCACTTCGTTCCGCTCGGGGGGGCCCCTGCCCATACTTGGGGCTGGGGGCCCCCGAGCCCCAGCCCCAAGGCTGGGGCTCGGGGGCCCCCAGCCCCAAGTATGGGCAGGGGCCCCCCGACCCCTCCGGCTACGGCCTCCCTTCCCTCTTACGCTGCGCTCCCTCCGGCTCCGGCTTCCCCCCGGTCCGGCTCTTACCCTTCGGCTCCTCTCCTACCCTCCGGTCCGGTACGGCTCCGGTTCTCTCCCCTCCCTTCCTTCTTCCCTACGGCTTCCCTCCGGTCCGGCTCTCCTCTCCCCTCTACCACTTCGTTCCCTCCGGCTCCGGTCCGGCTCTTACGCTCTGCTACCCTTCGGCCTCCTACCCTCCGGCTCTACCACTTCGTTCCCTACGGCTCCGGTACGGCTCCGGCTCCGGTCCGGCTACGGCTCCGGCCTCTAACGCTTCGCTCCGCCCCTCCGGCCTTGGTGAGGTTAGAATTTTAGCTAGACCCCTTCGGTCTAAACTTATTTATAATGGGAAAAACATAGGAAGAGGGGGAAGAGCCTTAAAGAAGGGATAATTTTTCCCATTATAAATAAGTACAGGATCCTTCGGTCTGACTAAACTTATTTATTTATAATGGGAAAAATTCCTCTTTTAACCGGAGGGAAAGAGGGGAAAGCTCCTTCGTGCTCTTCCCCTCTTCCTATGTTTTTCCCATTATAATTAACTATAACTTTGTTATAGTTAATTATAATGGGAAAAACATAGCCGGAGGGAAGAAGGGCCGCAGAAGGGCTCGATGGCCGCCACTTGTTTTTTCCCTTAAACCTAAGTATAGACCGAAGGGGTCTAGCTATACTTAGGTTAAAGGGAAAAAACAAGGAAAGAAGGAGGCCGGGGGTGGCCACCCTTGGGTTTTCCCATTATAAATAAGTTTAGACCGAAGGGGTCTAGCTAAACTTATTTATAATGGGAAACCGGATCGAACCGGAGGGTAGGAGCCGAAGGGAAAGAGGAAGCGGTTCCCTACGGTGCTCTGAAAGGCCGCCCTTCTGCGGCTTCTAAGATCCGAGGGGCAGGAAAGCAGAAGCCGCCCTTCTGCTCACAGAAGAACTGCGGCTTCTGAGATCCGAGGGGGTTCTTCTTTCCTGCCCCTCGGATCTTAGAAGCCGCAGAAGGGCGGCCCTTCCTTCTCTCCTTCCCTCCGGTCCGGCCTTCTACCCTCCGGCCTTCTACCCTCCGGCTACCCTCCGGTTCGGTCCGGTCCGGCTGTCCCTTCTACCCTCCGGCTTCCCTACGGTCCGGTCCGGTCCGGCCTTCTACCCTCCGGCCTTCTACCCTCCGGCTACCCTCCGGTTCGGTTCGGTCCGGCTTGGAAAGATCCATTTAAATGAACTATAACTTAGTAGGTTATAGTTCATTTAAATGGATCTTTCCCTACCCTACGGCTCTCTCTTAGGTAAGTTTTTCCTCGGGGGCCCCTAGCCCCAAGTTGGGGCTAGGGGCCCCCAACCCTTAAAAATAAGTTTAGACCTAAGGGGTCTAAACTTATTTTTAAGGGTTGGGGGCCCCTAGCCCCAACTTGGGGCTAGGGGCCCCCGAGGAAAAACATAGCCGTACCCGACCGAAGGAGAGGACCGTAGGGTAGAGCCGTAGGGAAGAAGGAAGGGCCGGGGCTCGATGGCCGCCCTTCTTCCGGCCATCGAGGGGTTGGTCGGGGGGGCCCCCAGCCCAGACTTGGGGCTGGGGGCCCCCGAGCACCAGCCTTGGGGCTGGGGCCCCCGAGCCATCGAAGGAAGAGCCCGAAGGAGCTTGCCCTCCGGCGAGGAATTTTTACCATTATAAATAAGTATAGTCAGACTATACTTATTTATAATGGTAAAAATTCCTCGCCGGAGGGAAAGCGTAGGAAAGCCTCCTTTAAAGCATCGGCGTACTTCTTTATAATGGTAAAAATTCTCCCTTTTTAAGGACTGCTGCTATGTTTCGACCCCGCCCATTATAATTAACTATAACTTAGTTATATTTAATTATAATGGGCGGGGTCGAAACATAGGAAAGCCGCCGATGCTTTAAAGGAGCTGCTCCTGGCCGAAAGTAAAGCCCTAATAACTCCTTCGGGGGGGCAGCGGCTGTCCTTGGTTTTTCCTCGGGGGCCCCTAGCCCCAAGTTGGGGCTTTCCTTGGTTTTTCCCCTTAAACCTAAGTATAGTCAGACTATACTTAGGTTTAAGGGGAAAAACCAAGGACGGGCCCCCGACCATTATAATTAACTATAACTTAGTTATAGTTAATTATAAGGGGCTTTCCCCTCTCTCCTTCCCTCCGGCTCTTCCTTGGGCTCGTAGACCGGGGCGGTCTACGAGCCCAAGGAGAGGGTCGGGGGCCCCAGCCCAGACTTGGGGCTGGGGCTCGGGGGCCCCAGCCCCAAGGCTGGGGCCCCCCCGACCGCAGAAGGGCGGCCTACGAGACTGAAAGGTCCAGAGCACCGCTTCCTCTTTCCCTCCGGCCTCTACCACTTCGTTCCAGAGCACCGTAGGGAACCGGTGAGGTCCGGTTTCCCATTATAAATAAGTCCAGCCCCCTCCCTCCCCTACGGTCCCTTCCTTCCCTCCTACCCTCCGGCTCTTACGCTCTGCTACCCTTCGGTCCCTACGGCTACGGCTCCGGCTACCCTCCGGTCCGGCTACGGCTCCGGCTCCGGCTGAGGCTCTTTCCCTTCGGTATAAACTTTTTTATAATGGGAAACCGGAGGGGTTCGTAGGCCACCCCGGCCTACGAGGGGGAAAGCGGAGGAAAGGCCGGGGTGGCCTACGAACCCTTGGTTTTTACCTTCCTTGTTTTTTCCCTTATAAGTTTAGTCTAACTAAACTTATTTTTGTCCTTGGTGTTTTCCTTCCCCTCGTAGAAGCAAAGAGCAGGGGTTCTTCTCGTAGGCTCGGGGGACCCAGCCCCAAGTATGGGCTGGGGTCCCCTACGGCTCTCTCTTGGTTTTCTCCCTCCTACCCTCCGGCTCCGGCTTAAAACTAAGTATAGACCGAAGGGGTCTAGCTATACTTAGTTTTAAGCCGGAGCCGGAGGGTAGGAGGGAGAAAACCAAGGACGGGCTCGGGGGCCCCCAGCCCATAGTTGGGGCAGGGGCCCCCAACCCCAGCCCCAAGTATGGGCTGGGGGCCCCAACCCCCGAGCGGCCATCGAGCCTGCTTCTACGAGGGGCAGGAAAGAAGCAGCCAGCAGCCACCCGCGTCTACCTCTTACTTATAAGTAGATGAGATACAGGCTGTTTAACCATAAGGGTTTTATTTATAAGAGAAACTTTTATAAGTAAGTAAAAAGAATATTCGGAGCACCCTCGCTTCTCTCGGGAAAGTCAAGGATTTGCGACTGGGGAAAAACTTACTTATAAGTAAGACATCTTAAAGGCTCCTTCGGCGAAGTAAGCCGCCTACGGGAAGAGCCGATTCGACCTATCATAGTTCCTCGCAGGGAGGCCTCCTTAATGCACCCTTTTCTACGTAAACGCGCCCTTTAAAGCACCGAAGGAGGTTTCCGAGTAGGCTTTACTTTCAAGCAGGCCTCTAGAAGCGAATAAACGTCCTTATTTACTTCTTCGCAGAAGAAAAGGCTTACCGACGGGTACTTTTACTTACCGAAGGATACTTTTACTTACCAAGGATACAGGCTTACTTACTTACTTACTTACTTACTTACTTACTTACTTACTTACTTACTTATAAGAGAGAAACCGGTCTCTACCTCTTATAAGTAAGTAGATGAGATCCAGGCTTTTAAACACGCTGTAAGCGGTAAAAGGCACTTATAGATAGAATCTTCTTATAAGTAAGAAGTTAATTTATAGCTTTTATGAGAAAAGGGCCTCCAGAAGGGGCCCCCTTCCTTATAGGTAGAATCTTATAAGTAAGAAGTATATTCTACCTCGTATAAGTAAGGATCTCCTTCCCTTTTCTTGGAGATCTGGGAAAACTTATAAGTAAGAAGGTTATGAGACTCCTACCCTCCGGTCTTATAAGTAAGTAAGCCTGCTTCTCCTTCGGCGTAGTAGCTCTTTTCCTTAGAAGGCCTAGGATAGAACTCCTGCTCTGTATAGAGGGAAAACTTATAAGTAAGTAAGCCGCCTTCCTCTTTCCCCTTCGGCGGCGAAGTAAGAGCCGAAACTATAATAGCTATGGGAGGCCTGTTCCCGTTTCTTATAGGAATCCTTATTTACTTATAAGATATTCTACCTCTTATAAGTAAGTAAGTAAGTAAGTAAGTAAGTAAGTAAGTAAGTAAGTAAGGATCTCGCCGGTTTCCCTCTTATTAAGACTTACTTTCTTTCTTTCGAGGCCTTATAAGTAAGAAGGTTATGAGACTCCTACCCTCCGGTCTTATAAGTAAGTAAGCCTGCTTCTCCTCCTTCTTCCTTCTTTAAGCTCCTTCGGAGGCAGCGAAGCAGCCCTTCCCCCTCCCTTTTCGTCTCCAAGCACTTTAAGGCGCGCGAAGTCTTAGTAAGTAAGACTCCTTCGGTAAGCCTAGAATTTTTGATGCTCCGGGTAGTAGCATTTTTCCGGGGAACCTTTTAAAGGCCACTTATAGGTAGGTAAAACTTATAAGTAAGCCAGTACCCTTCGGCTGCCGGAAGAAGAGCCGTTTCTACCTAGAAGAGCTACGGGAGGCCTGTTCCGGTAGGTTTTTTACGAGGGAATCCTTATTTCCCGAAGTTTACAGGCTGCTCTAAGCACCGAAGGGTACTTTTACTTACTTATAAGAAATGGGCGGAAGTTCTTATCATATAAAGAGTAGGCCTGCTTAAAAGTAAAGACCTAATAACTCCGCAGAAGGGGAACCGCGCGTCTACCATTTCTAGATGAGCGGCTGTTAAACCCGAAGAAGAAATCCTCTTATAAGTAAGTAAGAAGATCTCGCTCTCTCGCCCTCCGGCTATGATTAAAGGGAAAACTTATAGTAAGTAAAAGTACCTTTCGTAAGAGCAGTCCTTTTAAGGGGGCAGAAGAAGAGCCTGTAGATTCTACCTATAATAGCTACGGGAGACCTGAAACCGTTTCTTATAGGAATTCCTTATTTACTTATAAGTAAGCCAGTCCCTGGGTCCTTAAAAGATGGGCAGGTCTTATGTTTGTTTTGTTTTTAAGAGTAGGCCGAAACTAAAGCCTACGAGACCTCCTTCTTCCTTCTTTAAGCGAAACCGCGTCTACCTCTTACTTACTTATAAGTAGATGAGATCCAGGCCTCCCAAAGACTGATAGAATCCTCTTATAATTAAGTAATAAGGATCCCATTTCCTGCTTATAGAAGGAACTCTACCCCTTCCTAGGGCACTTAATAAGAGCTATAGACCTCTTATAAGTAAGTAAGAAGGATATGAGACTCCTACCCTCCGGTCTTATAAGTAACTAACTTCCCAGCCCTCTTATTTAGTAAGACTTACTTTAAGTATCCTTATAAGTAAGCCTGGATCCTTCGGTAAGAGCCTGTCTATACCTATAATAGCTACGGGACCCTTTCTTATAGGAATCCTCTTATTAGGAACTACGGGCGTTTCTTATGTTTTTTCCTACGGCGGGAGTAGGCCGAAAGTAAACTATAATAGGGGCTCTTATAGAGGCCCCTAAAAGCCTACGAGGGGGTTCTTCTCTTATAGAGGCCCCTCCAGCAGAAGAACTAGAAGAGGAAACCTCCGAGGAAGCGTCTACCTCTTACTTATAAGTAGATGAGATACAGGCCTCACGTATAAAGGGGAAGACACCTCTTAGAAGGAAGAGTGGAAGAGTGGAAGAGTGGAAGAGTGGAAGAGTGGAAGAGTGGAAGAGAGAGAGGACCGTAGGGTAAAATAGGAAAAGAGAGCCGGAGGGTAAGAGCCGTAGGGGAAAAGAGGAAGAGAGGAAAAGAGGAAAAGAGAGCCGGAGGGTAAGAGCCGTAGGGTAAAAGAGAGAGGGCCGTAGGGGAAAAGAGGAAAAGAGAGCCGGAGGGTAAGAGCCGTAGGGTAAAAGAGAGCCGGAGGGTAAGAGCCGTAGGGGAAAAGAGGAAGGAAGGAAGAAGGATATGCTACCTCTTATAAGTAAGTAAGTAGATGAGATCCTGGCCTCCCAAATTAGAGAAGAAATCCTCTTATAAGTAAGAAGGATGACAGACCTCTTATAAGTAAGTAGCATTTTTCCGAGGCCGGCTGCTTCGCTGCGCGCCGGTTCCCTACGGTGCTCTGAGCCGAAGGAGGAGAAGCAGTAGAGCCTTCCTTTTAAGTTTAGAGGGAAATCTTATACGTAAGCCATTACCCTTAAGAGCCTGTATTCTCTACCTATAATAGCTCCGGGAGGCCTGCTATGCGGTCCGTTTATACGTAAACGCGCGGTCTCCGAAGTCGGAGGTTTCCTCTTATAGAGGAGGGGGCCTCTATAAGAGAAGAAACGCCCTTATTTACTTACTTACTTACTTACTTACTTACTTACTTACTTACTTATAAGAGAGAAACCTCCAATGAAGGGGCGCGGGCGGGGGTTATTCTCTTAACTCTCCCTTCTGCGGCAGAGAGGGGGCGTCTACCTCTTACTTATAAGTAGATGAGATCCAGGCCTCCATAAGGGACTTTAGTTATTTCTAAGAGTTTTTAAGTGCCTCTTACTTATAAGTAAGTAAGTAAGTAAGTAAGTTAAGTAAGAAGGATATTCGGATCCTCGCTTCTCTCGGGAAAGTCAAGGATTTGCGACTGGGGAAAAACTTACTGAGAAGTAAGCCTGGATCCTGGCGGAAGAGCAGCTTGCTTCTTTCCCCTCGCTGGCCGGGGCTCGATGGCCGCCCCTTCTGCGGCCATCGAGGGGGTGGCCAGCGAACCCTTGGGTTTTCCCATTATTATTAACTATAACTTAGTTATAGTTAATAATAATGGGAAAACCCAAGGGTTCGCTGGCCACCCCCTCGATGGCCGCAGAAGGGGCGGCCATCGAGCCCCGGCCAGCGAGGGGAAAGAAGAGCCGATTCGACCTATCATAGTTCCTCGCAGAGAGGCCTCCTTAATGCACCCCTTTCTACGTAAACGCGCCCTTTAAAGCACCGAAAAGGGAGAGTAGGCTTTAAGGCTCTATAAGAGTGGGCCCCTCTTATAGAGGCTTAAAGGCTCTATAAGAGCCCGCTGCTTCTTTCCCCTCGTAGGCCGCAGAAGGGCGGTCGGGGGCTCGGGGGCCCCCAGCCCCAAGTTGGGGCAGGGGCCCCCAACCCCAGCCCCTACTTGGGGCTGGGGCCCTTCCTTGGTTTTTCCCATTAAAATGAACTATAACTAAGTTATAGTTCATTTTAATGGGAAAAACCAAGGTAGAGCCCTTCCTTCCTTCTCTCCCTTCTACCCTCCGGCTACCCTCCGGTCCGGTCCGGCTCCTCTACCACTTCGTTCCCTCCGGTCCGGCTCCTCTACCACTTCGTTCCCTCCGGTCCGGCTCCTCCCTCCCCTCTTACACTTCGTTCCCTACGGCTCCGGCTCTTACGCTCTGCTACCCTTTCCCCTACGGCGGCCTCTCCCCTTCGGTACGGCTCCGGCTTCGGTTCGGTCCGGCTTGGAAAGATCCATTTAAATGAACTATAACTTAGTAGGTTATAGTTCATTTAAATGGATCTTTCCCTACCCTACGGCTCTCTCTTAGGTAAGTTTTTCCCTCTACCACTTCGTTCCCTCCGGCTCCCCTCTTACACTTCGTTCCCTACGGCTCCGGCTCTTACGCTCTGCTACCCTTCGGTCCCTACGGCTCCCGTCGGGGGCCCCAGCCCATACTTGGGGCTGGGGCCCCCGAGCTCCGGCTTATAATTAACTATAACAAAGTTATAGTTAATTATAATGGGAAAAACATAGCCGGACCGGAGGGAACGAAGTGGTAGAGGAGCCGGAGCCGGAGGTACCGGAGGGGTAGAGGGAAGGGCCGGGGCTCGATGGACGCCCGCCGAAGGAGGCCGGGGGTGGCCATCGAAGGAAGAGACTGAAAGGTCCAGAGCACCGCTTTCCCTCCGGTTTCCCATTATAATTAACTATAACTAAGTTATAGTTAATTATAATGGGAAACCGGAGGGAAAGCGGTGCTTGGACAGCCCGAAGGAGGAGCCCTTACTTCGCCGCCGAAGGGGAAAGAGGAAGCTTCCAAGCTTACCGAAGGGGACTTTTACTTATAAGCCGACGGGTACTTTGACTTCTTCGCCGCCCTCGGGGAAAGAGGAAAAGTACAGGCTTACTTACTTACTTATAAGAGATGGATTCTGGTACCCTCTTATAAGTAAGTAGATGAGATCCAGGCCGCACGCTGTAAGCGGTTTACCATAGGGGACTTATAGGACCTCTTATAAGTAAGTAAGTAAGAAGTTGATTTATAGATTCGAAACGGGCGTCCCTGCTATAAGGGCACTTCTATAAGAAATCCTCTTATAAGCCAGTACCCTTCGGCTTATAAGAAGTTGAAAATCCTCTTATAAGCCAGTACCCTTCGGCTTATAAGAAGTTGAAAATCCTCTTATAAGTAACTTCCCATCCTCCTTTGGTGCTTTTTAAGGAGGAGCCCTTTATTTATAATTAAGAAGGATATTCTTCCTTCTTTAAGCAGCTTTCCTATGTTTCGACCCCGCCCATTATAATTAACTATAACTTAGTTATAGTTAATTATAATGGGCGGGGTCGAAACATAGCAGCAGTCCTGGCAGCCTTTAAATTAGGCTTTATGGCTCCGCTTTCCCTCCGGGCTCGTATGCCGCCCTTCTTTCCCCTCGATGGCTCGGGGGCTCGGGGGCCCCTGCCCCAAGTTGGGGCAGGGGCCCCCGAGCCCCCGAGCCAACGAGGGGCCCTTCCTTCCCTCCCCTACGGCTCCGGCTACCCTCCGGTCCGGCTCCTCTACCACTTCGTTCCCTCCGGTCCGGCTCTCCCTCCCTTCTCTCCTTCCCTCCGGTCCGGCTCTCCTTCCCTGCGGTCCGGTCCGGCTCTCTCTTTCTGCTACCCTTCGGCTCCTCCCCTTCGGTACGGCTCCGGCTCCGGTACGGCTACGGCTCCGGCTCTCTCTTTCTGCTACCCTTCGGCTCCTTCCCTCCGGTACGGCTACGGCTCCGGCTCTCCTATCCTCCCCTCTCTAGCTTCGCCTCCCCTCCCCTCTTACGCTTCGCCTCCCTCCCTCCTACCCTCCGGCTCCGGCTCCGGTACGGCTCCGGCTCCGGCTCTCTCTTTCTGCTACCCTTCGGCTCCTACCCTCCGGCTCCGGTACGGCTACGGCTCCGGTACGGCTACGGCTCCGGTTCGGTAAGGTCCGGCTAGGTTTTCTCCACCCGCCGAAGGAGGGCTGCTTCGGAAGAAGGGCGGCCATCGAGCCCCTACCCTACGTCTCTCTCTTAGGTAAGTTTTCCCTCTACCACTTCGTTCCGCTCGGGGGGCCCCTGCCCATACTTGGGGCTGGGGGCCCCCGAGCCCCAGCTCGGGGGCCCCCAGCCCCAAGTATGGGCAGGGGCCCCCCAAGGCTGGGGCTCTTCCTTGGTTTTTCTCGGGGGCCCCTAGCCCCAAGTTGGGGCTAGGGGCCCCCAACCCCTTAAAACTAAGTATAGCTAGACCCCTTCGGTCTATACTTAGGTTTAAGGGGAAAAACCAAGAACGGGCTTGGGGGCCCCTGCCCCAAGTCTGGGCGGGGCCGCCTTCGGTCTAGGGGCCCCCGACCCCCAGCCCCAAGTATGGGCAGGGCCCCCCCCGACCCCTCCGGCTACGGCTCCCCTACCCTACGGTCCCTTCCTTCCCTCCGGTACGGCTCTTCCGCTCTGCTACCCTTCGGCTCTACCCTCCGGTACGGCTACGGCTCCGGTTCCTTCCTTCTCTCCTACCCTTCGGTCCGGCTTCCCTCCGGTCCGGCTTCCCTCCGGTACGGCTACGGCTCCGGCTTAAAACTAAGTCCAGCCTCTCTAGCTCTGCTACCCTTCGGTCCCTCCGGCTTCGGTCTGACTAAAATTTTAAACCGGAGGGGTGGAGAAAACATAGGAAGAGGGGCTCGATGGCCGCCCTTCTTACGGCCATCGAGGGGGAGAGGCCTCCTTCTTTCCTTGTTTTTCTCCTACCCTTCGGCTTAAACCTAAGTATAGTCAGACTAGACTTAGGTTTAAGCCGAAGGGTAGGAGAAAAACAAGGACAGGGCGGGTTCGATGGCCAACCCGGCCCTTCTTCCCTCCGGCTATGTTTTTCCCCTTATAATTAACTATAACTTTGTTATAGTTAATTATAAGGGGAAAAACATAGGAATAGGGGCCATCGAGCCCCTTCGGTTTAAAATTTTAGTCAGACCGAAGCCGGAGGGAGCAAAGCTAGAGAGGCTGGACTTAGTTTTAAGCCGGAGCCGTAGCCGTACCGGACCGGAGGGAAGGAAGGGACCGTAGGGTAGGCGAAAAGAGAGCCGGAGCCGTAGGGACTCGGGGGTTGGGGGCCCCAGCCCATACTCTGGGCTGGGGGCCCCGAGCCCCAGCCCAGAGTATGGGCTGGGGCTCGGGGCCCCCAGCCCAGAGTATGGGCTGGGGCCCCCAACCCCCGACCGGAGGGAAAGAGCCGGACCGGAGGGAAGGAGAGGAGGCCGGAGCCGTAGGGACCAAAGGGTAGCAGAGCGTAAGAGGGGAGGAAAGGGTTCGATGGGTCGGGGGTTGGGGGCCTTGGGGCTGGGGCCCCCGAGCCCCAGCCCCCAACTTGGGGCTGGGGCTCGGGGGCCCCAGCCCCAAGGCCCCCAACCCCCGACCACCCCCTCGATGGCCGTAAGAAGGGCGGCCATCGAGCCCCGTCCTCTCCTATGTTTTCTCCTCCCCTCCGGCTTATAATTAACTATAACAAAGTTATAGTTAATTATAAGCCGGAGGGGAGGAGAAAACATAGGAAGAGGGGCTCGATGGCCGCCCCCGGCCATCGAGGGGGAAGAGGGGAAAGCCACAGGCAATGAAGACGAAAATAGCAGACTTATAAGTTAAGTAGAGTAAAGTATAGTCTACTTAATTATAGTTAAGTAAAGTATAGTAAAGTATAGTTAAGTTATGTTAAGTTAAGTCTAAAAGAGTATAGTTAAGTTAATTATAGTTAAGTTAAGCCAGGATCCTAAGGTCTGCTATAAAAAAGCAGCTTTAGAAGTAGCCCTAGACTTTTTTAGATAATAAAGGATTTAACAAAAAAAATGAAAAAATATGTAAAAGCATCTACTAAATAATTAATGTTAAAATGTTAAAAAAAGAACAAAAAGTGCACTAAAAATGTAAGTCTAAATTTAAAAATGTAAACAAATGTTTATCACTCTTATATATATATATATTAAAGGTCAGTTCTTAAACAGGAAAAGGATAAAATAAGAAGCAGAAAGCTTTAATTTTTGATATTACATTCTTAATATGTAATATTAAATGGTAATATTAAAGACAAATAAACAAACATCCCTCTTCTTGGGTAATAGTGATTTTTTTGTTTGTAATACTTGCATACTTATTTTTGGTACTCTTTCTTATTAGAGTTGTATATAATTGTTTTATATAATGAAACATTATATGTTAAATATATAATGTAACAAAGGAAATCTAAAACATTAAAATTAAGTAAGGTTGAATTTATATAAATAGATCTGTTTATGAAAAACAGATTAATTTGCAGTTTTTGTGAAAACAATTTTGTTTATTAAAATAAAAATTTTATTTTAAATGTTTTGTATTAAAACGTTTCCTCTATTCGCTGGTTTTTGTTTTCTAAATATATATTGGTAGAAATTTTAAGAATTTTTTATGTTACTGGTAAATCTTCTTTTTTGGTTTTTTCCTTCTATTTAAGCGCCTCCCCTTCTTTCACCTTTCCCTACAAGAAGGGTCTTCTTGGGGTTAAGGGGACTTATTTACATATAAGTAAGAGCTGCCGGTCCCCTGCAAGCCGCCGGTTCTCAGAAGAACAGCCGGTCCTCAGCAGAACAACCGGTTGTTCTGCTGAGGACCGGCTGTTCTTCTGAGGACCTGCAGCAGTTCTTGCGGACTACGAGCCCTTTTAAAGATCCTTACAAGTCCTTTCAGTGCAAGAACCCGCTTTCATTCGGGGTCTTACTCCTTGTTTGGAGCACCTATTAGAATAAACTATAACTAAGTTAGAGTTTATTCTAATAGGCTGGCCTTCTTACAAGAACTCCTTCTAGTACCCTTTACTCTTTTGTAAGTTTCATAGCCGAAGAGCAGGACAAAAGGGCCACTCTTGTTTGTTTGTTAAGAGTAGGCCGGTGCGGAGCAACCGGTTGCTCTTCCCCTCGTAGGCTCGGGGGGGGCCCCAGCCCCAACTTGGGGCTAGGGCCCCCCCCCCCGACCGCAGAAGGGCGTCCTACGATCCCAAGCACCGCTTTCCCTCCGGTTTCCAATTATAATTAACTATAACTTAGTTATAGTTAATTATAATTGGAAACCGGAGGGAAAGCGGTGCTTGGACAGAAGCAGCACCCGGTGCTGGTGGTTCCCCCGCTGGTACCGAATGCAGTTCTCGTTCTTCTCGAACTGCCGACCCCGTCCCTAGAGGGGCCCACTTCTTATCTTATTAAGAGTAGGCCTGCTTGGTTGAAACACCCTTCAAGAAGAAAACCGGCAGTATTCTTTGGTTTCTAGAAGGGGCTGCTGGTTCCCAGAGCCCCTTCTCCTGGCTCTGGACCTTTCAGTCTAGGAAGGTTTTTTATGCTAAATAAGTTTAGTATAATTAAACTTATTTAGAATAAGAAACCTTCCTAGACTGAAAGGTCCTTAAAGCCTATTCTACTAACCTATAACTATGTTATAGTTTATTAGACTGGGCTGGAGCTAACCCCTTTCTTCTCTCGGGGTTCTTCTATAAAGGCCGCCCTTCAAGAACTCCCGGCAGTATACGTTCTTCTAGAAAGGCCCTTCAAGAACTCCCGGGGTTCGATGGCCCCTCGCTAAAGCAGGCTCGCTGGCCGCCCTTCTTCCGGTCGGGGGCCCCAGCCCATACTTGGGGCTGGGGCCCCCGAGCCTTTCCTCCGCTTTCCCTCCGGGCTCGTAGGCCGCCCCTTCGATGGCCAGAAGCAGGGGGGGGGCCACCGAACCCGCCGGTGCGGAGCAACCGGCGGTTGCTCCGCACCGAACGGTGCTTGGAGGCTGCTTCTACGAGGCAGAAGGCGAGTAATTTTTACCATTATAAATAAGTATAGCCTCTCTAGCTCTGCTACCCTTCGGTCCCTCCGGCTTCGGTCAGACTATACTTATAATGGTAAAAATTCCTAGCCCATTATAAATAAGTTTAGTCTAACTAAACTTATTTATAAAGGGAAACCGAACCAAGGCCGGAGGGGCGGTAGGAGGAGCGGTTCTTGCAGAAGAAGAGCCCCCTCGTAGAAGCAGCCTCCAAGCACCGGTCGGTGCGGAGCAACCGCCGGTTGCTCCGCACCGGCGGGCTCGATGGCCGCCCTTCTTCCGGCCATCGAAGGGGCGGCCTACGAGCCCCTTCGGTCTAATTAAACTTATCTATAATGGTAAAAATTCGGTCCTTTTCTCACAGAAGAACTGCCTTCCTTTTCCCATTATAATTAACTATAACTTATTAGGTTATAGTTAATTATAATGGGAAAAGGAAGGAACCCAAGGGTTCGATGGCTCGGGGGCTCGGGGGCCCCAGCCCCAAGGCTGGGGTTGGGGGCCCCCTCGTTGGCCGCCCCCGGCCAACGAGGGGGCCCCCAACCCCAGCCTTGGGGCTGGGGCCCCCGAGCCCCAGCCCCAAGTTGGCCCCCCCCCGACCACCCCCTCGATGGCCTCCTTCGGCGGCCAACGAGCCCCCGGCTGCAACAACGAGGCAGAAGGGCGGCCAACGAGCCCCCGGCTGCAACAACGAGGCAGAAGGGCGGCCAACGAGCCCACGGCTGCGTCATCGAGGGAAAAGCCACCAGCAGCCGCCCAACCCTTCTTTTCGGGGTAGCGGCAAAGCATAGCAAGCCCTTCGTAAAAACAGAAATTTTATGTTTTTAAAGAAGGGATAAGAGAAAATAAGAAATCGAAAAAATCTTAAAGGATGAAAAAACAGGCATAAAGAAAAGCAAAAACCAATAAAGGAAGCTTGCTGTTTCTATAAATACAGCAAGTTTACTTATAGAATAGTGGATATAGCCAAACTCTAAATATGTATAATAAAAAAAAAACATTAAGTATAACTAAACAATCTTTATCCTCTAAAAGTAATAACTTAAAAAGTTTTAGAATAAACAGTTTACCAAAAAACCACCTTAACAATTCTATTCTTATGAATAAAGAATCTATGCTTATTACACAGTCAAATGTTGTAAATAATATTAGCAAAAAAAAAGAAACGCCTATATTAAAAGAAAAAGAAAGTAACTTGGTTTTTCTTTGTGAGACAGGGAATTATCATACTTTTTGTCCGATAAGTTGTGTTTCTTGGTTATATCAAAAAATTGAAGATAGTTTTTTTTTAGTAATTGGTACCAAAACATGTGGTTATTTTTTACAAAATGCACTTGGTGTTATGATTTTTGCTGAACCACGTTATGCTATGGCAGAACTCGAAGAAAGTGATATTTCCGCACAACTAAACGACTATAAAGAGTTAAAAAGACTTTGTATTCAAATAAAACAAGATCGAAATCCTAGCGTTATTGTATGGATCGGTACATGTACAACAGAAATTATTAAAATGGATTTAGAAGGTATGGCCCCAATGTTAGAAGCTGAATTGGGTATTCCTATTGTAGTTGCCCGTGCAAATGGGTTAGATTATGCATTTACACAAGGTGAAGATACGGTTTTAGCTGCCATGGTAGGTCATTGTAAAACGAAGGTAAATTCGCAAAACCAGCCTAGTTTAAAAACTAGTAACCAACTAGTAGAGAAACTAGAAATAGCTAAAAATCAAAAAATGACAACTCTAAAAGAGAATCTCGCTACAATAAAACTGGAAAAAACCAACCCTAACCTTTTGGGGACGGAACAAGGGAATCTTTCGAAAGCCTTAGAAATCCAAAAGGATACTGTCTTGATGGAACAAACGTGTACAGAAAATGAAAAAAAAGAAAAAAATATAGGACATGAAAGGAAAATACCATTTTCTTTAGTATTATTTGGATCATTACCAAGTATTATTGCTAATCAATTAGAATTTGAATTAAAAAAACAAGGTATTAATGTATCTGGTTGGTTACCATCAACACGTTATTCCGATTTACCTGCATTAAATGAAAATGTATACGTTTGTGGTATTAATCCTTTTTTAAGTCGTACTGCTACCGCTTTAATGCGACGTCGGAAATGTCAATTAATATCAGCACCTTTTCCAATAGGTCCAGATGGTACACGTGCTTGGATTGAAAAAATATGTAGTGCTTTTGGTAAAGAGCCTATAGGTTTAGTAGATCGTGAAAATAAAATCTGGGAAACATTACAAAGTCAATTAGATGTTATTAAAGGTAAAACGGTTTTTTTTATGGGTGATAATCTTTTAGAAATATCTTTAGCACGTTTTCTAATACGTTGTGGTATGACTGTTTATGAAATAGGTATACCTTATATGGATAAACGTTTTCAAGCAGGTGAATTAGCCTTATTGGAAAAAACATGTATAGAGATGAAAGTACCTTTTCCACGTATTGTTGAAAAACCCGATAATTATTATCAAATACAACGTATTAAAGAATTAATGCCAGATTTAGTTATTACTGGAATGGCACATGCTAATCCTTTAGAAGCTCGTGGTATTACAACAAAATGGTCTGTAGAATTTACTTTTGCACAAATACATGGGTTTTCAAATGCTAAAGAAATTTTAGAATTAGTTACACGTCCTTTACGCCGTAATAAAAATTTAGCACAATTTGCAACTTCTTAAAAGAAAGAAAGAAATTTCCTTTTTGTTCTATGCTCTTCTTTGCTTTTGTTTTAAGTAGAAGAACTTCCCTTTTCTTCCGCTTCTTATAAGTAAGTAAGTTAGGGACGGGCAGGCGTTCTACATTTTTCTCTCCTACCGAGCAGTAGTAGCGGGGCAGTCGGGGGCCCCAGCCTTGGGGCTGGGGGGCCCCTGCCCCAACTTGGGGCAGGGGCCCCCAAGCCCGTTCTTGTTTTTTCCTCGGGGGCCCCTAGCCCCAAGTTGGGGCTAGGGGCCCCCAACCCTTAAAACTAAGTATAGCTAGACCCCTTCGGTCTATACTTAGTTTTAAGCCGGAGCCGGAGGGTAGGAGGGAGAAAACCAAGGAAGAGCCCTTCCTTCTACCCTCCGGCTCTCCTACCCTCCGGTCCGGCTCTCCTACCCTCCGGTTCGGTCCTTTAAGCTTGGGCTCGTAGGCCGCCCTTCTGCGGTCGGGGGCCCCAGCCTTGGGGCTGGGGCCCCCGAGCCTTTCCTCCGCTTTCCCTCCGGTTTCCCCTTATAATTAACTATAACTTTGTTATAGTTAATTATAAGGGGAAACCGGAGGGAAAGCGGAGAGAGAGCCGTAGGGTAGGGAAAGATCCATTTAAATGAACTATAACTTTGTTATAGTTCATTTAAATGGATCTTTCCCTACCCTACGGCTCTCTCTTAGGTAAGTTTTTTCCATTATAATTAACTATAACAAAGTTATAGTTAATTATAATGGGAAAAACTTACCTAAGAGAGAGGGGCGGCCCTTCCTTCCCTCTTTCCCTCCGGTCCCTACGGCTCCGGCTCTCCCCTCCTACCCTCCGGCTCTCTCTTTCTGCTACCCTTCGGTCCCTACGGCTTCGGCTTCGGTCCGGTCCGGCTCTCCCCTCCCCTCTTACGCTCTGCTACCCTTCGGCCTCTTACGCTCTGCTACCCTTCGGCCGACAGAGCTACCCTTCGGCCTCTTACGCTCTGCTACCCTTCGGTCCCTCCGGTCCGGTCCGGTACGGCTCCGGCTCTTACGCTCTGCTACCCTTCGGCCGACAGAGCTCTGCTACCCTTTCCCCTACGGCGGTCGGGGGCCCCAGCCTTGGGGCTGGGGCCCCCGAGCCTCTCTCCTACCCTTCGGTCCGGTCCGGTACGGCTCCGGCTTCGGTTCGGTCCGGCTATGTTTTCTCCCCTCCTACCCTCCGGCTCTTACGCTTCGCTCCCTACGGCTCCGGCTTCGGTTTAAAAATAAGTTTAGCTAGACCCCTTCGGTCTAAACTTATTTTTAAACCGAAGCCGGAGCCGTAGGGAGCGAAGCGTAAGAGCCGGAGGGTAGGAGGGGAGAAAACATAGGAAGAGCCCCCTCGTTGGCCTCCTTCGGGTTCGATGGCCACCCCGGCCATATAGGGGCGGGCGGCAAACGAGCCCCTATAAAAAGTACGTAAAAAAGGTATAGGTTCCCCTCTCCCCCTATATGGCCGGGGGTGGCCATCGAACCAGGGGCTCGAGGGCCGCCCCCGGCCATATAGGGGGTGGTCGGGGGCCCCAGCCCATACTTGGGGCTGGGGCCCCCGAGCCATCGAACCCTTGGGTTTTCCCCTTTAAACTAAGTTTAGACCGAAGGGGTCTAGCTAAACTTAGTTTAAAGGGGAAAACCCAAGCCGGACCGAACCGAAGGAGAGGACCGTAGGGTAGAGCCGGACCGGACCGGAGCCGGAGCCGTAGCCGTAGGGGAGGAGGGAGGGAGGGAGAGCCGGAGGGTAGAAGGAAGGAAGGGCCGGGGCTCGATGGCCGCCCCCGGCCATCGAGGGGGTGGCCATCGAACCCATCTGTCGGGTGTTTAGTTTTAAGAAATTTCTTCCCCCTCGATGGCCTCCTTCGGGTTCGATGGCTCGGGGGCCCCAGCCCCAAGTATGGGCTGGGGCCCCCGACCACCCCGGCCATATAGGGGCGGGCGGCCATCGAGCCCCTCTTCCTATGTTTTCTCCACCCCTCCGGTTTAAAAATAAGTTTAGCAAGACCCCTTCGGTCTAAACTTAGTTTTAAACCGGAGGGGTGGAGAAAACATAGGGTTCGATGGCCACCCCGGCCCTTCCTTCTTCCCTCCGGCTTCCCTCCGGTACGGCTATGTTTTCTCCACCCCTCCGGTTTAAAACTAAGTATAGCTAGACCCCTTCGGTCTATACTTAGGTTTAAGGGTTGGGGGCCCCTAGCCCCAACTTGGGGCTAGGGGCCCCCGAGGAAAAACATAGAGAGAGCCGTAGGGTAGGGAAGGCCTTCCCCCTCGATGGCCTCCTTCTTTCCTTGTTTTTTGGCCCCTAGCCCCAAGTTGGGGCTAGGGGCCCCCAACCCTTAAAACTAAGTATAGACCGAAGGGGTCTAGCTATACTTAGGTTTAAGGGAAAAACAAGGACAGGGCGGGTTCGATGGCCGCCCCCTTCTGCGGTCGGGGGTTGGGGGCCCCCAGCCCATACTTGGGGCTGGGGGCCCCCGAGCCCCAGCCTTGGGGCTGGAGCCCCCGAGCCCTTCCTTCCTTCTACCCTCCGGCTCTCCCTCCCTCCTCCCCTACGGCTACGGCTCCGGCTCCGGTCCGGTCCGGCTCTACCCTACGGTCCTCTCCTTCGGTTCGGTCCGGCTATGTTTTCTCCACCCCCTATATGGCCGCAGAAGGGGTTGGGGGCCCCCAGCCCCAACTTGGGGCTAGGGGCCCCCGAGCGGCCATCGAGCCCCTTCGGTTTAAAACTAAGTATAGCTAGACCCCTTCGGTCTATACTTAGGTTTAAGCCGGAGCCGGAGCCGTACCGGAGCCGTAGGGAACGAAGTGGTAGAGGGGAGAGGAGGGAGGGAGAAAACATAGGAAGAGGGGGCTCGTTGGCCGCCCTGTCCTTGTTTTTTCCCATTAAAACTAAGTATAGTCAGACTATACTTAGGTTTAATGGGAAAAAACAAGGAAAGAAGGAGGCCAACGAGGGGGTGGCCATCGAATCCTTTTCCCATTATAAATAAGTTTAGCTAGATCCCTTCGGTCTAAACTTATTTATAATGGGAAAAACCAAGGAAGAGCCGTAGGATGGGCAACTACCAAGTACGGTTCGGGAAGAGGTGTATGAAGGTAACCTTGTCCTCCCACTTTCATCAACGTACAGCTTGTTCGGCGAAGCAGGCTAGAGGCAAAAGGGGAAAAAAGGGGCTAGGGAAAAAGATATAAGGGCTGTTCATATTCTTACTGTTCCTCAAGAAGATACAAAGGGAACTTCCCGAAGGGTCTTCCCGAAGGGTATTCCCGAAGGGTCTTCCCGAAGGGTATTCCCGAAGGGTATTCCCGAAGGGTACTGGCTTACTCTCTTACTTACTCACTTACTCTCTTACTCTCTTACTTAGCGAAGCGTACTGGCCCACTACCCTTCGGTTAGCGAAGCGTACTGGCTTAGCGAAGCGTACTGGCTTAGCGAAGCGGACTGGCCCACTACCCTTCGGTTACTTAGCGAAGCGTACTGGCTTAGCGAAGCGTTTCCTTGTTTTTTCGGCCCCTAGCCCCAAGTTGGGGCTAGGGGCCCCCGACCATTAAAATTAACTATAACCTGGTTATAGTTAATTTTAATGGTCGGGGGCCCCTAGCCCCAACTTGGGGCTAGGGGCCGAAAAAACAAGGACGGCCCACTACCCTTCGGTTACTTAGCGAAGCGGTTCCTTGGTTTTTCCTCGGGGGCCCCTAGCCCCAAGTTGGGGCTAGGGGCCCCCAACCATTAAAATTTACTATAACCAGGTTATAGTTAATTTTAACGGGAAAAACCAAGGACGGGCCCCAGCCCATACTTGGGGCTGGGGCCCGTCCTTGGTTTTTCGGCCCCTAGCCCCAAGTTGGGGCTAGGGGCCCTCAACCCTTAAAACTAAGTATAGCTAGACCCCTTCGGTCTATACTTAGGTTTAAGGGGAAAAACCAAGGAAGAGCCCACTACCCTTCGGTTACTTAGCGAAGCGTACTGGCTTAGCGTAGCGGACTGGCTTACTTACTTATAAGTCGAATCGCTGACTTATATGTTGTTCTTATAAGACCTCGTAATAAAAAAGCAAAAGGCAAGTAAAAGCTGTCTGGTACCCGTTTCAGACTTTACACAGGGGTAAAGTTTGAAACGAGGAAAAAGTAGCTTTTCGTTAAAAAAAAAACAACCTTTTTATGTTGAAACAAATACTTTTTAAGTAATATCTAGTAAAACAAAAATAGAAGCGATTTATAGAAGAGCAGGCAGCCTCTACTTTAATAATGTACTTTTAATATACTTAAAATTCTATAATTGACAATTAACCTTTTTATTTGTAAGATATATAGGAATATTTATAAACTTTTTTAGAAATTCTTTTTTTTCTAAATTGGGGCGTCGCCAAGCGGTAAGGCTGCGGGTTTTGGTCCCGCCATTCGTAGGTTCGAATCCTTCCGCCCCAGAATTTGTTATTTGAGGCTTATTAATATTACGCAATAACTCCCTAGAGTTTGGTATCTGCAGTCTTACTTACGTATAAGTAAGTTAAGTAAATTAAGTGGGCTCTTCCCCTCTTCCTATTTTTTCTCCCTCCCCTACGGTCCCTTCCTTCCCCTCCCTTCTCTCCTTCCCTCCGGTCCGGCTCTCCTTCCCTGCGGTCCGGTCCGGCTCTTACGCTCTGCTACCCTTCGGTCCCTACGGCTCCGGCTCTTACGCTTCGCCTCCCCTCCCTTCTCTCCTTCCCTCCGGTCCGGCTCTCCTTCCCTGCGGTCCGGTCCGGCTCTTACGCTCTGCTACCCTTCGGTCCCTACGGCTCCGGCTCCGGGACGGCTCCGGCTCCGGCTACCCTCCGGTCCGGCTACGGCTCCGGTAAGGTACGGCTATGTTTTTCCATTTATAAATAAGTTTAGACCGAAGGGGTCAAGCCTCAGCCGGAGCGAAGCTAGAGAGGCTGTACTTATTTATAAATGGAAAAACCTACAGAGAGGGGGCTCTTCCCCTCTTCCTATGTTTCCTCCCTCCTACCCTATCCCCTACGGCGGCCTCCTTCCTACCCTCCGGTACGGCTCCGGCTCCGGCTTATAATTAACTATAACAAAGTTATAGTTAATTATAAACCGAAGGGGCTCGATGGCCGCCCCCGGCCATCGAGGGGGTGGAGAAAACATAGCCGGACCGGACCGAAGGGAACGAAGTGGTAGAGGAGCCGGAGCCTTAGCCGTAGGGACCGAAGGGTAGCAGAGCTTAAGAGCCGGAGCCGTAGGGACCGAAGGGTAGCAGAGCGTAAGAGCCGGACCGGACCGCAGGGAAGGAGAGCCGGACCGGAGGGAAGGAGAGAAGGGAGGGGAAGGAAGGGCCGGGGTGGCCATCGAACCCTTTCTCCACCCCTTCGGTTTAAAATGAACTATAACTCATTTATAGTTCATTTTAAACCGAAGGGGTGGAGAAAACATAGCCGGACCGAAGGGTAGCCGGAGGGTAGAAGGAAGGGCTCTTCCTTGGTTTTTCCCCTTAAAAATAAGTATAGTCTGACTATACTTAGTTTTAAGGGGAAAAACCAAGAACGGGCTTGGGGGCCCCTGCCCCAAGTTGGGGCTAGGGGCCCCCGACCCCAGCCCAAGGCCCCCGACCGCCCTTCTTCGGGGTTCGATGGCCACCCCGGCCATCGAGGGGCCATCGAGGGGGGCCTACGAACCCTTAGGGTTTCCTATTTAAACGGATTCTATTTGAATCCGTTTAAATAGGAAACCGGAGGGAAAGCAGAGGAAAGCCGGAGGGGTTCGTAGGCCACCCCGGCCTCTTCCTTGTTTTTTCCCATTATAATTAACTATAACTTTGTTATAGTTAATTATAATGGGAAAAAACAAGGAAGAGGGGGTTCGTAGGCCCCCCTCGATGGCCTCCTTCGGCGGGCTCGTTGGCCGCCCTGTCCTTGTTTTTCCTCTACCCCTCAGGTCGGGGGGGCCCCCAGCCCCAACTTGGGGCTGGGGGCCCCCGAGCCCCAGCCCATACTATGGGCTGGGGTTGGGGGCCCCTGCCCCAACTTGGGGCAGGGGCCCCCGAGCCCCCGAGTCCCTCCGGCTTAAACCTAAGTATAGACCGAAGGGGTCTAGCTATACTTAGTTTTAAACCGGAGGGGTGGAGAAAAACAAGGAAAGAAGGAGGCCAACGAGGGGGGGGGGCGGCCATCGAGCCCCGGCCTACGAGGGGAAAGCGGAGAAAGGGAAAAACCAAGGAAAGAAGAACAGAGGACTTAGATTTTTATAATGATAAAAATTACTAGCCCCCTTATTTTCATAGCAGCAGTTCTTGCAGTCCCTTATTTGGGGTTCTTGCAGGTTTTCCCTTATTTGGGGTTCTTGCAGGTTTTCCTGCAGCGATTCCGAAACCGCAGTTCTTATTAAGAACCCCTTATTTATTTTATTAAGAGTAGACCTTTAAGCAGAAGGGCTGCCCTCCGGGCTCGTAGGCCGCCCCGGCCTACGAGGCAGAAGGCGAGGAATTTTTACCATTATAAATAAGTATAGACCGAAGGGGTCTAGCTATACTTATTTATAATGGTAAAAATTCCTAGCCCATTATAATTAACTATAACTTAGTTATAGTTAATTATAATGGGAAACCGGTGCTTGGGAAAGCTCCTTCGGGGTTCGATGGCCACCCCCTATATGGCCGGAAGAAGGGCGGCCATCGAGCCCCTTCTGCTGGGTTCGATGGCCACCCCGGCTGCTTCAGCGAGGGGTCGGGGGCTCGGGGGCCCCTGCCCCAAGTTGGGGCAGGGGCCCCCAACCCCAGCCCATACTATGGGCTGGGGTTGGGGGCCCCTGCCCCAACTTGGGGCAGGGGCCCCCGAGCCCCCGATCCATCGAAGGGGCTCTTCCCCTCTTCCTATGTTTTCTCCACCCCTATATGGCCGGAAGAAGGGCGGCCATATAGCCCCTACGGTTTAAAAATAAGTCCAGCTCCTACCCTCCGGCTTCGGCTTTACCCCTTCGGTCTAAACTTAGTTTTAAACCGTAGGGGCTATATGGCCGCCCTTCTTCCGGCCATATAGGGGTGGAGAAAACATAGCCGGAACGAACCGAAGCCGTAGCCGAAGGGACCGAAGGGTAGCAGAGCGTAAGAGCCGGAGCCGTAGCCGTAGGGAACGAAGTGTAAGAGCCGGAGCCGTAGCCGTACCGGAGCCGGAGCCGTAGGGTAGGAGGGAGGGAGGCGAAGCGTAAGAGGGGAGGGAGGGGAGGGGAGAGCCGGAGCCGTAGGGAACGAAGTGGTAGAGGGAAGGAAGGGTAGGGGGCCCCTGCCACAACTTGGGGCTGGGGCCCCCGAGCCCCTCGTTGGCCGGGGTGGACTTCGAACCCGGGTCTATATGGCCGCCCCTTCTGCGAAGCAGCCATCGAGGAGGGGGGGGTGGCCACCCTTGGTTTTTCCATTAAAAATAAGTTTAGACCGAAGGGGTCTAGCTAAACTTATTTTTAATGAAAAAACCAAGCCGGACCGAACCGAAGCCGGAGCCGTACCGGACCGGAGGGACCGAAGGGTAGCAGAGCGTAAGAGGCCGAAGGGTAGCAGAGCGTAAGAGGCTCGGGGGCCCCAGCCCCAAGTATGGGCTGGGGCCCCCGACCGAAGGGTAGCAGAGCGTAAGAGCCGGAGCCGTACCGGACCGGACCGGAGGGACCGAAGGGTAGCAGAGCGTAAGAGGCCGAAGGGTAGCAGAGCGTAAGAGGCCGAAGGGTAGCAGAGCGTAAGAGGCCGAAGGGTAGCAGAGCGTAAGAGGGGAGGGGAGAGCCGGACCGGACCGAAGCCGAAGCCGTAGGGACCGGAGGGAAAGAGCCGGAGGGAAGGAGGGGAGAGCCGGAGCCGTAGGGACCGGAGGGAAAGAGGGAAGGAAGGGCCGCCCTTCTGCGGCCTACGAGGGGCAGGAAAGAAGCAGCCGGTCAAAGAAGGCAGTTCTTCGAGAGAATACCGGCATTGCGACTTTAAAAGGGGGAACAGGAAGCAAGTCTCCTTAAAAGAAGGAGCAAAGAGTCTCCCTCTTAATAAGAGCAGGGAAGCCCCTTCGTAGCATTTTAAGAATGCCCTTATAGAAGGAGAAGCCGGGAGTTCTTGCAGGAGAGGGGGGGGAACCATTCTTACGTACTTAAGTCCCTGCTTGGAAGGAGTCCCCTTATTAAAACTATTCTAATTAACTTATAGGTTTTCCTATTAGAATAGGAAATCTATACTGGCATAAGGAAGCTCGTTCTTGTAGGGCGTACTTCTAAGCATGGACCCTTCGTAAAGCCGCTTCTGCCAAGAACTGCTACACTTACTTCTTCGCAGAAGAAGGGTCCATGCTTACTTATAAGAAGGTCCATGCCGCTACTGGCTTACTTCCTTATAAGTAAGCCAGTAGCAGACTTACTAACCGAAGGGGCCCACTGAAGAGGACCCCCTGGCTTTAGGGGCACCATCCGGCCGCTCGGTGCGGAGCAACCGGTCGGGGGTTCGATGGCTCGGGGGCCCCAGCCCCAAGTTGGGGCTGGGGCCCCCGACCACCCCCCTGGCCACCCCCGAGCGGTTGCTCCGCACAAGAAGACCGGTCTCTTATTAGGAAGCAGCCGTTTTCTTGAAGGGCCTTTCCCCTCTTCCTCCGCTTTCCCCTCTCTCCTCCCCTCCGGCTCGTAGGCCGCAGAAGGGCGGCCCTTCCTTCCCTCTACCACTTCGTTCCCTCCGGCTCCGGCTTGTTTTTCTCCACCCCCTTCTGCGGCCTCCTTCTTTCCTTGTTTTTTGGCCCCCTCGTTGGCCGCCCCCGGCCAACGAGGGGGCCAAAAAACAAGGAAAGAAGGAGGCCGCAGAAGGGGTGGCCATCGAACCCTTGTTTTTTCCCCTTATAATTAAATCTAACAAAGTTATAGTTAATTATAAGGGGAAAAAACAAGGAAAGGCTCGGGGGGCCCCAGCCCATACTTGGGGCTGGGGTTGGGGGCTCGGGGGCCCCTAGCCCCAAGTTGGGGCTAGGGGCCCCCAACCCCTGCCCCAAGTATGGGCAGGGGTTGGGGGCCCCTAGCCCCAACTTGGGGCTAGGGGCCCCCGAGCCCCCAACCCCAGCCCCAAGTATGGGCTGGGGCCCCCAACCCCCGACCGCAGAAGGTCGGCCTACGAGCCCGGAGGGGTTCGTAGGCCACCCCGGCCTACGAGGGGAAAGAGGAGGAAGAGGGGAAAGCGGAGGAAGCGCCCTTCAAGAAACGAGGCCTTCGGGACTGTTCTATGCCTGCTTACTTATAAGTAAGCATGGACCCTTCTTCTGCGAAGAAGTAAGCCAGGGGGGGGGGTACTCTGCTATAAAAGGCCCTTCGGTTCCTTTCAGTGGTTCTTGCCGGGGAACACCTCGACATGGCAGTTCTTAATAAGAGGGAGCAGTTATTCTTTTGGAAAACCGGCAGTGCGCCGAAGGAGAGGAAGAAGAACAGGAACCCCGAGCAGGGAAGGGGAGAAGCTCTTCTTACTTCTAAGTAAGGAAGTTCTTCTCCTTTTTAAGGCGGGTTCTTGCGGGGGTTTCCTTCCGATTCTCGAACGGCCGGTTTCCCCTTCTTTTCTTACAATCAGGCCGTTCGAAGAAAGGAAGACCGGGCGTCTACCCCTTCTTATAAGTAAGGAAGCCAGAGTGTTCCTTCCTCTCTTTCCCTTTTTTAGGGCCGCCGCCTCTTATAAGTAAGTAAGCCGGTTTCGGGTGTTCCGGAGCACCATTTCTTCCTGTGGCAGAAGCCCCTTCGTAGAAGTAAGCCGGTTTCGGGTGTTCAGGAGCACCATTTCTTCCTGTGGCTTTATGGAAATAGCAGGGAAGGTGTTCCGGAGCACCATTCCTGTGGCTTTATGGTAAATAGCAGGGAAGCCGGGGAAGCAGGAGTTCTTAGGAAGAAGGGAAGAGGGAGAGCAAGGAAGCCCTTTGGGCGGGGGCGTAGGGCGGGGGCTCTTCCTTGTTTTTTACCTTCCCCTCTTCCCCTCTTCCTATGTTTTCTCCCCTCTTACGCTTCGCTCCCTAAGGCTCCGGCTTAAACCTAAGTTTAGCTAGACCCCTTCGGTCTAAACTTAGGTTTAAGCCGGAGCCGTAGGGAGCGAAGCGTAAGAGGGGAGAAAACATAGCCGGACCGGAGGGAAGCCGGAGGGTAGAAGGAAGGGCCGGGGCTCGATGGCCGCCCTTCTTCCGGCCATATAGGGGGTGGTCGGGGGCCCCAGCCCATACTTGGGGCTGGGGCCCCCGAGCCATCGAACCCTATGTTTTCTCCCCTCTTACGCTACGCTCCCTACGGCTCCGGCTTAAAAATAAGTTTAGACCGAAGGGGTCTAGCTAAACTTATTTTTAAGCCGGAGCCGTAGGGAGCGTAGCGTAAGAGGGGAGAAAACATAGCCGGACCGGAGGGAAGCCGGTGGGTAGTAGGAAGGGACGGGGGGGTCGGGGGCTCGGGGGCCCCTGCCCCAAGTTGGGGCAGGGGCCCCCAACCCCAGCCTTGGGGCTGGGGACCCCGAGCCATCGAACCCTTGGTTTTTCCCATTATAAATAAGTCCAGTACCCTTCGGTCTAACTAAACTTATTTATAATGGGCTAGGAAGTTTTACCATTATAAATAAGTATAGTCTGACTATACTTATTTATAATGGTAAAACTTCCTCGCCCCTCGTAGGCCGGGGCGGCCTACGAGCCCGGAGGGGTTCGTAGCCCACCCCTCTTCCTATGTTTTCTCCACCCCTACGGCTTATAATTAACTATAACAAAGTTATAGTTAATTATAAACCGTAGGGGTGGAGAAAACAAAGGAGAGGCCTGCTTGCAGAAGGGGTCGGGGGCCTTGGGGCTGGGGCCCCCGAGCGGCCATCGACCCTGCTTCTACGAGGGGAAAGCGGTGCTTGGACATAATTAACTATAACTTAGTTATAGTTAATTATAATGGTCGGGGGCCCCTAGCCCCAACTTGGGGCTAGGGGCCCCCGAGGAAAAACCAAGGGTTCGATGGCCACCCCTCTATGGCCGCAGAAGGGGCGGCCATCGAGCCCCTTCGATGGCCAAGGGGTGGTCGGGGGCTCGGGGGCCCCCAGCCCCAAGTTGGGGCAGGGGCCCCCAACCCCAGCCCATACTATGGGCTGGGGCCCCCGAGCCCCAGCCCATACTATGGGCTGGGGTTGGGGGCCCCTGCCCCAACTTGGGGCTGGGGGCCCCCGAGCCCCCAACCCCGAGCCATCGAAAGGGTTCGATGGCCACCCCGGCTGCTTCAGCGAGGGGCCATCGAGGGGACGAGGAAGCGTCTTACTTACTTATAAATATGTAAGCCGGTTTCGCAAAATTCGGGACGTAAGCCGGTTTCGCATAATTCGGGCATAAAACATGGACCCTTCGGGAAGCGCTTCCTTCTTATAAGCCCTTCTTAGAAGGAAGGAAGTGTCCCAAACAAACAAAGACCTATCATAATTAATAATAAAGTATCCTTCTAAGTAGAATTCTAAGAAATGAAAGTTTTAAGTTTCGTATTATAATTAACTATATTAAGAAAAATAGTTAATTATAATACGAAACTTAAAAGCGGACTAAAAGGTAGGGCTTTTAAAAGGGTAGAAAGAGCTTAACTTTGTTCAGCTTCTTCTGGCGTATGGGAACCTATTAAAATTAAGTATACTTAGAAGTCTACTTGATTATAATAGGTTCCCTTAACCCTTTCAGTACAGTGCCGACTTCTAAGTAGTTTCGTCTTATAAGTAAGTAAGAGAGTAAGTAAGCCAGTACCCTTCGGGAATACCCTTCGGTAAGCCAGTACCCTTCGGTAAGGAAGACCGTAGGGAACTGGCTTAATTTAAGTATACTTACTCTCTTACTTACTTACTTACTTACTTACTTACTTACTTACTTACTTACTTACTTATAAGACGAAATTACTTATCAGTAAGACTCCTATCATAGCTGGCTAGAGTGTACTTAATAGGACGTACTGCTAAATTTAAACGAACGTAGTAATACTAAAGCAGAAATACTAAAAGTAGGGCTACCTGTTTAAAGTTGTATAGTAAACAACTACTAAATAGTAGAAGCAGAACAGCTTTAGAAAACAAAGTAGCACAGGAAAACCCGTGCTACTTTATTTTCTATCCGTTGACATTTAAATATATTTGAAGGATTAGATTAAATACAACTCGTAAAAACCCCAAGAAATTCTAGAAAGAACATTTTTTACAGAATTTTTGGATATAATAAAAAAGAAGTAGATTTAAAATAATTACAAAAGTAAAAACCCAAATTTTTGATAAAATAATATAAAATAATATAAAATAATATAAAAAGCCGGGGTAGCTCAGTGGTAGAGCAGAGGATTGAAAATCCTTGTGTCACCAGTTCAAACCTGGTTCTTGGCAAAGTAAGCAATTCTTTATTTAGTATAAATAGAATAAAAAAGATATGTCACATATTGTAAAAATTTATGATACTTGTATTGGATGTACACAATGTGTACGTGCTTGTCCTTTAGATGTTTTAGAAATGGTTCCTTGGAATGGTTGTAAAGCGGCACAAATGGCTTCAGCACCACGTACAGAAGATTGTGTAGGTTGTAAACGTTGTGAAACAGCATGTCCTACAGATTTCTTAAGTATACGTGTTTATTTAGGCGCTGAAAGCACTAGAAGTTTAGGTTTAGCTTATTAATACAATAATTAATTAAAAAAACAATTTTGTAAGATAAAACTCTTCAAGAATTTTTAGTTATCCTTACGGTGAGGAATTTGTTCCTAAAAGACAATAACAACGTTCTAGATGAACTTAAACTAACTAACTATAAGTGTTCATGGAAGGAAATAAACGAACACTTATAGTTAGTAAGCCAGTACCCTTCGGGAATACCCTTCGGTAAGTAAGAGGGGTCGGGGGCCCCAGCCCCAAGTTGGGGCTGGGGCCCCCGACCCCTCTTACTTACCGAAGGGTATTCCCGAAGGGTACTGGCTTCCTGACTTACTTACCGAAAGGTATTCCCTAAGGGTATTCCCGCAGGGGCGGGGGCTCGTTGGCCGCCCTGTCCTTGTTTTTTCTCGGGGGCCCCTAGCCCCAAGTTGGGGCTAGGGGCCCCCAACCCTTAAAACTAAGTATAGTCAGACTATACTTAGGTTTAAGGGTTGGGGGCCCCTAGCCCCAACTTGGGGCTAGGGGCCCCCGAGAAAAAACAAGGAAAGAAGGAGGCCAACGAGGGGGCGTCCCGAAGGGTACTGGCTTACTTACTCTCTTACTTACTCTCTTACTTACTCTCTTACTTACTTACTGGCTTACTCTCTTACTCTCTTACTCTCTTACTTAGCGAAGCGTACTGGCCCACTACCCTTCGGTTACTTAGCGAAGCGTACTGGCTTACTTACTCTCTTACTTACTTACTTACTTATAAGAATACGAGGCTCCGTCCCTAGAGGGGCAAGCGCCTTCTAGCAGTTTCTCCTAAATAGGAAAATATTATAAGACCTACTTTCTTTTTTACTGCTCACTTATAAGTAAGTAAGTAAGTAAGTAAGTAAGTAAGTAAGTAAGTAAGTAAGTAAGAGAGTAAGTAAGTAAGAGAGTAAGCCAGTACCCTTCGGTAAGTAAGAAGTCCACTTATAAGGTTAAAAAAAGGAATAACCTTGCCCTGATAAGAAGTTACGTAAGAAGGGGCTAACCTAATAAGAGGCACTATAGAAAAAGGGAGAAGTTATACCAAGGAACCAACGTAAAATAACTCTTTAGGAGCAAAAGAACGAAAGGATAACATAATAAAAATTAAATACAAAATTTTGTAGATATTATAAAAAAAATATGATAACAATTGCGAGCTATATAGTATTATTATTCGGAGCAGTAGGTTTAACATTAACCGTATATTTAGGACTAGTAAAAATAGTTAAATTAATTTAATACATTACTTTTATTAGTATTAAATTTATAAAAAAAAACACTTTTTTGTTTAAATTTTAAACAAAAAACGATAAAACAATTTGTTCTGGACTTATTTTTGTTTTGTGTTCTTTATTTGATTAACAAAAAAAATAATGCCTTTTATTTTTCTCTTACTAACAAAAAATATTGTTTTTTAAAGTTTTGTATATAGCTAGCGGAACTCCTTTTCTTATAAGTAAGTAAGAACTAGGCTGTTTTTTGTTGTATATACTATTACGGCGGTCTAGTTCCCCCCTTATTCCTGCTCTTTTAGCGATTCGTCTTCTTAAAAATGCTGCTTTCTTTCTGTTTACAGTTTGGAACCCTTCGGTCTGCCGTATGCTTCGCTCACTTATAAATAAATAAATAAATTAGGGGGTTTCTTTTGGGGACATTCCTCGTAAGAGGAAGAGCCGATTTAGCTTTCTCCTTACCTTATAAGAATTTACCGTATGGGATTTCCGTTTGTCCTATTCTAATATTTTTCCTAGGGGAAAGCTGAACTTCTACGTGCTATTGGCTGTCGGCTGTAGCTCTCACTTAGCACTTCTTTTCTTTTTTGGTATGGGGTCGGGGTCTTAGCGGGGTTATGGCTGCAGGAATCGCTGACTGAAAGGTACAAGGCCAGCAAGAACTGCTCTATGCCCTTCTTTAAAAGACCTTTCAGGCTCGGGGGGGACTACTAAGGTTTTTTTAAAAGGCTTTTCCTTTGGTTCCTATTATGATTTAGGATACTTATAGATTAGTAGGTGCTCGTTTTTAGTGTTATTTAAATGATATTATTATATCCAATCATTCCTTCTTTCCCCTCTTCCTATGTTTTCCCTCCCTCCTTCCCTACGGCTCCGGCTCTTTCCCTCCGGTCGGGGGTTGGGGGCCCCCAGCCCATACTATGGGCTGGGGGCCCCCGAGCCCCAGCCCATACTATGGGCTGGGGCTCGGGGGCCCCCAGCCCATAGTATGGGCTGGGGGCCCCAACCCCCCCTCGATGGCCTCCTTCTTTCCTTGTTTTTTCTCGGGGGCCCCTAGCCCCAAGTTGGGGCTAGGGGCCCCCAACCCTTAAAACTAAGTATAGTCTGACTATACTTAGTTTTAAGGGTTGGGGGCCCCTAGCCCCAACTTGGGGCTAGGGGCCCCCGAGAAAAAACAAGGAAAGGGCGGGTTCGATGGCCACCCCGGCCATATAGGGGCCATCGAGCCCCTTCGGTTTATAAATAAGTTTAGTCTAACTAAACTTATTTATAATGGGCGGGGTCGAAACATAGCAGAACAGCAGTTCTGCCCCTCTTATTAAGAAGCAGCCTCTTCCTTTAAGCGGGCTCTTCCCCTCGATGGCCGGGGTGTCCATCGAGGGGAAGAGCCCGCCGGTGCGGAGCAACCGGTCGGGGTGGCTCGGGGGCCCCAGCCCCAAGTTGGGGCTGGGGCCCCCGAGCCACCCCGACCGGTTGCTCCGCACAAGAAGACCGGTTTCCCTAGGTGCTCTGAGGTTGCTTCTTAATAAGAGGGGAAAGAATTGCTGCTCCGTAGGAACTTTCAGACCCCCAGGAAGAGCTGCTTCTAGTCCTACGGGGCCTTTGCCCAAGGTTCCTAGGGAACACCCTGGAAGCAGTGGACCCCTTACTGAAAGGGGAGTCAATCAAGCTGAAAGGAAAGAGAGACCATAAGAACCAAGAACGTAGAACCCCTAATGCAACTAAGTGTGCGGGTATGAATAGGGCTCGAAGATAATATCAAGGGGTCATAATGTCAGGTTGTAAAGGAAGATACGGATTTTCTCCCAAAACCCAGGTGAACCTCTTACTTTAGAATTGAAAAATTCTAGGGGACTGTAGCATGGGGATGGTGGGAGAAAAATTAGAAAGATAGGGACACTCCCTTCAGGCGTGAAGTGGTAATGGGAAGAACCCCTTCTGTCAGAAGAAAAGGGGTTGTAAGGAAGAGTATTGGTTGCGTCACGAAACTTCGCATCGAAGAGGGGTCGAACCTGGCTGACTCATATAACTTAGGTGAGTTAAAGTATGCAGGCTATGGGGTATCGAAAAGAACAAAATTCTGACAGATTCTTCGTACTGTGTTTGAGGAAAAGCAGCCAACCTGTATTCCTCAACAAATGGTCTGTCTCTATACCATTGAAAGCAGCAGGTATCGCCCTCCCTAAATCCACCGGTGGAGCGTTGATTACAATCTTGAAACCGAACTGGAGTTTATATTTAAATATTAAAATCCTAAAAGGAGGAACTCGGTGAAAATACTTATGCCCCTCGTAGGCCGCAGAAGGGCGGTCGGGGGGCTCGGGGGCCCCTGCCCCAAGTTGGGGCAGGGGCCCCCAACCCCAGCCCATACTATGGGCTGGGGCCCCCGAGCCCCAGCCCATAGTATGGGCTGGGGCCCCCCGAGCCTCTCCTTCGATGGCCACCCCGGCCCTTCCTTCTTCCCTCCGGCTTCCCTGCGGTCCGGCTATGTTTTTCCCCTTAAAACTAAGTTTAGACCGAAGGGGTCTAGCTAAACTTAGTTTTAAGGGGAAAAACATAGCCGGACCGAAGGGAAGAAGAGAAGGGCTCGGGGGCCCCAGCCCATAGTATGGGCTGGGGCTCTTCCTTGGTTTTTCCCCTTAAAACTAAGTATAGTCTGACTATACTTAGTTTTAAGGGGAAAAACCAAGGACGGGCCCCCAGCCCATAGTATGGGCTGGGGGCCCCCCGACCGCAGAAGGGCGTCCTACGAGCCCAAGGAAGAGCCCAGGAGTTCTTGGTCCAAATACTTAACGTAAGGGGACTATTGAGAAGTGGTAGGTATAGAGCTTCCATTCCGTGTTAAGGTATAAGCGTCTATATCTACCTCGGAAATTTAATAGTAAATAAATAAACAAGAGAGTGAGAGCCACATGCAGGGAAACTTGCACGTGTGGTTCGGGAACGAAGTTCGAAAGGACAGCTTTTTAGTTTCATTTAGAAAAGAACTCCCTCGTAGGCCGGAAGAAGGGCGGTCGGGGGTTGGGGGCCCCCAGCCCCAACTTGGGGCTGGGGGCCCCCGAGCCCCAGCCTTGGGGCTGGGGCCCTTCCTTGGTTTTTCCCATTAAAATGAACTATAACTAAGTTATAGTTCATTTTAATGGGAAAAACCAAGGAAGAGCCCTTCCTTCCTTCCCTCTACCACTTCGTTCCCTCCGGATCCGGCTCTCCCCTCCTACCCTCCGGCTCTTACGCTCTGCTACCCTTTCCCCTACGGCGGCCTCTTCCCTCCGGTACGGCTCCGGCTCCGGTCCGGTCCGGCTCTCCCCCTCCCTCTACCACTTCGTTCCCTCCGGCTCCGGCTCTCCTACCCTTCGGTTCGGTCCGGTCCGGCTCCGGCTCTAACGCTTCGCTCCCTACGGCTACGGCTTCGGTTCGGTCCGGCTTGGAAAGATCCATTTAAATGAACTATAACTAGGTTATAGTTCATTTAAATGGATCATTCCCTACCCTACGGCTCTCTCTTAGGTAAGTTTTTCCCATTATAATTAACTATAACAAAGTTATAGTTAATTATAATGGGAAAAACATAGCCGGACCGGAGGGTAGCCGGAGCCGTAGGGACCGGAGGGAAAGAGGGAAGGAAGGGCCGGTGTGGCCATCGAAGGAAGAGCCCCTTCAAATGAAGGTTTTAGAATAGCACTTGAAAAAATGTTTTGTTTAAAAAAAATTTAGAAATTAATATGGCACGATCAAAATTCGAACGTAAAAAACCACATGTAAACATTGGTACTATAGGACATGTTGACCATGGTAAAACAACATTAACTGCTGCAATTACAATGACATTAGCAGCAAGTGGAGGTGCAACAGGTAAAAAATACGATGAAATTGACTCATCACCTGAAGAAAAAGCACGTGGTATTACAATTAACACTGCCCATGTAGAATATGAAACAGTAAATCGTCATTATGCACATGTAGATTGTCCAGGTCACGCCGATTATGTAAAAAACATGATTACTGGTGCTGCTCAAATGGATGGTGCTATTTTAGTAGTATCAGGGGCAGACGGTCCAATGCCACAAACAAAAGAACATATTTTACTTGCAAAACAAGTAGGCGTTCCAAATATTGTAGTATTTTTAAACAAAGAAGATCAAGTAGATGACGCCGAATTGCTAGAATTAGTAGAATTAGAAGTACGTGAAACATTGGACAAATATGAATTTCCAGGTGATGAAATACCTGTAGTTCCAGGATCTGCATTATTAGCGTTAGAAGCATTAATTTCAAATCCAAAATTACAACGTGGTGAAGATAAATGGGTTGATAAAATTTATGAATTAATGGATAAAGTAGATAGTTATATCCCTACACCACAACGTGAAACAGAAAAACCTTTCTTATTAGCAGTTGAAGATGTACTTTCTATTACAGGTCGTGGTACAGTAGCAACGGGACGTGTAGAACGTGGTACGTTAAAAGTAGGTGAAAGCGTTGAAGTAGTAGGTTTAAAAGACACTAAAACAGCAATTGTTACAGGTTTAGAAATGTTCAAAAAAACATTAGATGAAACTATGGCGGGTGATAACGTTGGTGTTTTATTGCGTGGTGTACAAAAAAAAGAAATTGAACGTGGTATGGTTTTAGCAAAACCAAATACTATTAAACCACATACTAAATTTGAAGCACAAGTTTATGTTTTAACAAAAGAAGAAGGGGGCCGTCATTCTGCTTTCTTAGTGGGTTATCAACCACAATTTTATGTACGTACAACAGATGTAACAGGAAAAGTTACAGCTTTCACACATATTCAAATGCGTAATACAGCAACTACTGCAGAAGAAAATGCAAATAAAATGGCAATGCCCGGTGACCGTATTAGTATGGTTGTTGAATTAATTAACCCTATTGCTATTGAAAAAGGTATGCGTTTTGCTATTCGTGAAGGTGGACGTACTGTTGGCGCTGGAGTAGTAACAACTATTTTACAATAAAACTTTTTATAGGTAGCAACTACTCGTCTTTTTAGCTTTTTTTTAGGAATCATACTTATAAATAAGTAAGCCAGGGTTTTCTTACTTAGCGAAGCGTTTCCTTTCTCCACCCCCTCGATGGCCTCCTTCTTTCCTTGTTTTTTCCCCTTAAACCTAAGTATAGTCTGACTATACTTAGTTTTAATGGTCGGGGGCCCCCAGCCCCAACTCTGGGACCCTTCGGTCTGGGGGCCCCCGACCATTAAAACTAAGTATAGTCAGACTATACTTAGGTTTAAGGGGAAAAAACAAGGAAAGAAGGAGGCCATCGAGGGGGTGGAGAACCGGAGGGAAAGCGGAGGACGGCCCACTACCCTTCGGTTACTTAGCGAAGCGTTTCCTTTCTCCACCCCCGGCCGCAGAAGGGGCGGCCATCGAGCCCCTTCGGTTTAAAATTAACTATAACCAGGTTATAGTTAATTTTAAACCGAAGGGGCTCGATGGCCGCCCCTTCTGCGGCCGGGGGTGGAGAACCGGAGGGAAAGCGGAGGACGGCCCACTACCCTTCGGTTAGCGAAGCGGACTGGCTTAGCGAAGCGTTTCCTTGTTTTTTCCTCGGGGGCCCCTAGCCCCAAGTTGGGGCTAGGGGCCCCCAACCATTAAAATTAACTATAACCTGGTTATAGTTAATTTTAATGGGAAACCGGAGGGAAAGCGGAGGACGGCCCACTACCCTTCGGTTACTTAGCGAAGCGTTTCCTTTCTCCACCCCTTCGGTTTAAAATTAACTATAACCTGGTTATATTTAATTTTAAACCGAAGGGGTGGAGAAAACCAAGGACGGCCCACTACCCTTCGGTTACTTAGCGAAGCGTACTGGCTTACTTACTTACTTACTTACTTACTTACTTACTTACTTATAAGTGTCGCTTTTAAGTTTCGTATTATAATTAACTAGAATTTAAGTATAGTTAATTATAATACGAAACTTAAGGTGGGCCCCTAGACTTAAAGTAACTTATAAGAGTACGGGCGCTAAAATTTCAGTCTAGGCGCTACTTAACTTATAAGACTGAAAGGATCCTCCTTCTCTTCTGCGCAGAAGGGGCTCTTCTGCGGGGGAGGCGAAGCAGCCGCCCTTATAGTAGGTTTTGGTTTAGAATTAACCTAAGTTAATTCTAGTGGCCTATCCCTTTTTCTTATAATAATTAACTATACTTATAAGTAAGTAAGTAAGTAAGTAAGTAAGTAAGTAAGTAAGTAAGTAAATAAGTAAGTAAGTAAGTAAGTATACTTACTTATAAGTATAGTTAATTATTATAAGAAAAAGGGATAGGCCACTAGAATTAACTTAGGTTAATTCTAAACCAAAACAGGTTCGTTCTTGCAAGAATGGCTGCTTTAAACGGAAACCTTTTAAAGGTGCGGAGCAACTTTAAGGCGGTTGCTCTCTCCTTCCCTCCGGCTCGTAGGCCGCAGAAGGGCGGCCTACGAGCCGGAGGGAAGGAGAGCACAAGAAGACCGGGTTCCCTAGGCAACCAAAAACAAAGGCCGAATTTTTCGTATTATAATTAATTTTAAATATATTTAATTATAATACGAAACTGAAAGGTCTCTTATGTAAGTTTCCTACATTAACTAACTATATTAATAAATATAGTTAGTTAATGTAGGAAACTTACATAAGAGGATTTCTGCTTTGTTTCATAGAAGCAGGACCCCCGGGTCTTCTGGCAGAAGGGCTTTCCTCCGCTTTCCCCTCTTCCTATGTTTTCTCCACCCCTCCGGCTTATAATTAACTATAACAAAGTTATAGTTAATTATAAGCCGGAGGGGTGGAGAAAACATAGGAGAGGCTCGGGGGCCCCAGCCCCAAGGCTGGGGCTCGGGGGCCCCCAGCCCCAAGTTGGGGCTGGGGGCCCCCAACCCCCGACCGGTTCTTGCTCTTCCTTGGAAATTCACATTTAAATGAACTATAACTTTGTTATAGTTCATTTAAATGTGAATTTCCAAGCCGGAGGGAAGAAGGGCTCTTCCTTTCTCCCCTCTGACGCTTCGCTCCCTACGGCTCCGGCTTAAAACTAAGTATAGACCGAAGGGGTCTAGCTATACTTAGTTTTAAGCCGGAGCCGTAGGGAGCGAAGCGTAAGAGGGGAGAAAACCAAGGACGGCCCCCCCCCGACCGCCCTGTCCTTGTTTTTCCTCCCCTCTTACGCTTCGCTCCCTACGGCTCCGGCTCTCTCTTTCTGCTACCCTTCGGTCCCTACGGCTCCGGCTTAAACCTAAGTATAGACCGAAGGGGTCTAGCTATACTTAGTTTTAAACCGGAGGGGCTCGATGGCCGCCCCTTCTGCGGCCATCGAGGGGGCGGAGAAAAACAAGGAAAGAAGGAGGCCGCAGAAGGGGTGGCCTACGAACCCCTCCTTTAAAAGAGGAATTTTTACCATTATAAATAAGTCCAGCTCCCTCCCCTACGGTCCTCTCCCCTCGTAGGCCGGGGCGGCCTACGAGCCCAAAGGCTACGGCTCCGGCTCCGGCTGAGGCTTGACCCCTTCGGTCTAAACTTATTTATATTGGTAAAAATTCCTCTTTTAACCGGAGGGAAAGAGGGGAAAGCTCCTTCTTTCCCCTCTTAGAAGCAGGCTCGATGGCCGCTCGGGGGCCCCAGCCCCAAGTATGGGCTGGGGCCCCCGACCCCTTCTGCGGCTTCTTCATCGAGGGGGGGGTGGCCTTTCCCCTCGATGTCCACCCCCTCGATGGCCGGGGGCTCGTTGGCCGCCCCCGGCTGCTTCAACGAGGGGGCGGCCATCGATCCCCCGGCCCTTCCTTCTACCCTCCGGCTACCCTCCGGTCCGGCTATGTTTTCTCCACCCCCTCGATGGCCTCCTTCGGCGGGCGGCCATCGAGCCCCTCCGGTTTTAAACTAAGTTTAGCTAGACCCCTTCGGTCTAAACTTAGTTTAAAACCGGAGGGGCTCGATGGCCGCCCGCCGAAGGAGGCCATCGAGGGGGTGGAGAAAACATAGGAAGAGGGGCTAGATAGCCGCCCTTTTTCCGGGTTCGATGGCCCCTCGATGGCCTCCTTCGGCGGGCGGCCATCGAGCCCCAGCCATCGAGGGGCTCGGGGGCCCCAGCCCCAAGTATGGGCTGGGGCCCCCGACCATCGAGGGGGGGGGAAGAACCCTTGGTTTTTCCCATTATAAATAATTATATTTAAATATAATTGTTTATAATGGGAAAAACCAAGGGTTCGTAGGACACTCCGGGTTCGAAGGCCACCCCCGGCTGCTTCGCAGAAGGGGCGGCCATCGTGCCCTTCCTTGGTTTTTCCCATTAAAATGAACTATAACTAAGTTATAGTTCATTTTAATGGGAAAAACCAAGGGTTCGATGGCCACCCCCTCGATGGCCGGGGGCGGCCATCGAGCCCCGGCCATCGAGGGGAGAGGCCTCCTTCTTTCCTTGTTTTTTCCCTTAAAACTAAGTATAGACCGAAGGGGTCTAGCTATACTTAGGTTTAAGGGAAAAAACAAGGACAGGGCGGCCATCGAGCCCCGGCCAACGAGGGGTCGGGGGCCCCAGCCCATACTTGGGGCTGGGGTTGGGGGCCCCTGCCCATACTTGGGGCAGGGGCCCGTCCTTGGTTTTTCGGCCCCCAGCCCCAAGTGGGGGCTGGGGGCCCCCGACCATTAAAATGAACTATAACTAAGTTATAGTTCATTTTAATGGTCGGGGGCCCCCAGCCCCCACTTGGGGCTGGGGGCCGAAAAACCAAGGAAAAGCCCGTTCTTGGTTTTCTCCCCTCTTACGCTTCGCTCCCTACGGCTCCGGCTTAAAACTAAGTATAGCTAGACCCCTTCGGTCTATACTTAGTTTTAAGCCGGAGCCGTAGGGAGCGAAGCGTAAGAGGGGAGAAAGGAAGAGCCCTTCTTCCCTCCGGCTATGTTTTTCCCATTATAATTAACTATAACTTTGTTATAGTTAATTATAATGGGAAAAACATAGGAAGAGGGGACGCAGGAAAGAAGCAGCCACCAGCAGTTCTTACCTGCTGTTCTGCGGAGACCGAAGGGTCTTCTAGCAGCACTTCTTACAGCAGTTCTTGTCTGAAGGAGCAGAACGAACCCGCCTTACTGAAAGGTAAGTGCCGAAGGGGTATAGGCAGGGGTTCTTATTAATAGTAGGCTCGGGGGCTCCAGCCCCAAGTATGGGCTGGGGCCCCCGACCGCCCTTCATTTTGAAAGTAGTTACTCGGCAGAATGGCCCCCTCTTCTATAAAGCCGCCCTTCCTTTTGAAAGTAGTTACTCGGGTTCGATGGCCACCCCGGCCATCGAGGGGCAGTAGGGCGCCGGTTCCCTACGGTGCTCTGAACTCTTCGATAAGGCCGCCCCTTTTAATTTACGAAGGGCCCACTCTTCTATAAGGCCGCCCTTCATTTTGAAAGTAGTTACTCGGGTTCGATGGCCACCCCTCTTCCTATGTTTTCCTCCCCTCTTCCCCTCCGGTCCCTACGGCTCCGGCTCTTACGCTCTGCTACCCTTCGGCCTCTTACGCTCTGCTACCCTTTCCCCTACGGCGGTCGGGGGCCCCAGCCTTGGGGCTGGGGCCCCCGAGCCTCTCCTCTACCACTTCGTTCCCTTCGGTCCGGTCCGGTACGGCTCCGGCTTAAACCTAAGTATAGACCGAAGGGGTCTAGCTATACTTAGTTTTAAACCGAAGGGGCTATATGGCCCCTATAGGGCCGGGGTGGCCATCGAACCCGCCCTTCTTCCGGCCATATAGGGGGTGGAGAAAACATAGCCGGACCGGAGGGTAGCCGGAGGGTAGAAGGAAGGGGGCGGGGGCTCGTTGGCCGCCCCCGGCTGCTTCAACGAGGGGGCGGCCATCGAGCCCCGGCCATCGAGGGGAAGAAGGGCCCACTCTTCTATAAAGCCGCCCTTCTGCTTTAAAGTTACGAAGGGCCCACTCTTATAAAAAGGCCCTTCTTCCTTAAAGCCCTTAAAAGAGGGGGGGGTCTTCTCTATGGAAACCGCCGAAGGGGCCCTTCTTCGAAGAAGGCTGTTATTGAGGGGGGGGGCTCCTTTAAAGCAGAGGTGGGAGAGGTACAAAACCAAAGGATAAGCGGAGCACAGAAAGGTCTTTAAAAAGGCCCAGAGGACCTTTCAGTGCCGCCGAAGGAGACCCCAAGTATGGACTAAGAGGCACTGAAAGGACTGAAAGGATAAGGGAACAAACTCGGGGACTTAAAACTTACTTTCAGTGCCCCTCACGCCCTGCTGCAGGGTTCCGTAGAAGCAGGGCGTACTCGGCAAGAAACCCTTTACTTTCAGTCAGGGGCTTCTGCGCCGATGCTTGGAGGTTCAGACCTTTCAGTGGCAGTTCCGGATCCTTTCAGTCCTTGCCCTTAACCCCCGAGTGAAAGGACTGAAAGGGTCTTCTGCGGGCTACCTACTTGGACTCTGTGGGGCCTAACTGAAAGGACTAAACCTCCAAGCATCGGCGGACTGCCACTGAAAGGTCTTCCTGCCGGCCCCGCAGCGAAGCAGCCCCGAGAAGAACCTTTTAGTACTTTCAGTGCCGGAGACTCGGGGGGGGGGGGTCTTGGACTGATTAGGTAAGGGTTTCCGCTTTTAAAGGATTGTAAGGTTCTAAGAAGGTTCTTCCTTATAGGTGCTCCGGTTTCGTTTTACTTATAAATAAGTATAGTTATTCAACGAAACCGGAGCACCTATAAGGAAGAACCTTCTTAGAACCTTACAGTCCTTTAAAAGCGGAAACCCTTACCTAATCAGTCCAAGAACGTGCCTTCCTTGAGGAAAAAATTTCAGTGGGAAAAGAAGAAAAACAAGAAAAGCCCGTCTACTGAAAGGGTTGCTGCTGCAAGAAGAACCCCCGACAAGGAAGTTGCATAAGCCGCTCGTCCAAAAAAGGCGGAAAAAGTAGCAAGAAAACCTGGAATTTGTTACTTCACTGTACAAAAGGAACGTTTCCTTTTTGTAGTGTTCCTTTTAGCCTAAAAAAAAATGGCTTCTTATATAGTTTAGTTTATTACTCCTATTAAGTTAAGGTCTCCTATGTTTTTTTTTTTAAACAATTTTTTTTTCGTTGTTGTCATATTTTAATTTTATATATATAATTACTAATATAATTTTAAAGGCCCATAACTCAGTCGGTAGAGTGATTGCCTTACAAGCAATAGGTCATCGGTTCGAGTCCGGTTGGGCCTAAACGAAATTGTTTTTATGAAGAACGCGGCTTTTCCTGAGATTACAGCATCGTTGAAAGTAGCAGCTACTTCGAAATATGCTAATTTATACATTATTACCTGCTGTGTTTTATATGAAGTATGCTTCTTTGAGTTTCCTTAGAAGAAGGGCGACACTTACTTTCTTTTTCCCCGTATGAAGAAAAAAGGCATCTTCTTTAAGGGTTTTCTATACGGAAAGGGCTGCATCGCCGTCAACCCATGTAGACAATAAAACGAAAGAAGAGCAGGGCGTTCGCAGTTTTAGTCTCTACGTTTTTCTTATTAGAATTTTCCTACCTACCTATAGGTCTTATTGTTCCCTAGGGTGCCCCCTATAAGACGGGCAAGAACTCCTGCAGACTAAAAGGGGGAGGAGGAACCCCTTTCCTATAGGGAAATAGAATAGTAAACGGGAAGCTTCGAATAACTGCAGGGAGAGGGAGTTTACTTACTTATAAGTTTCTAATTAACTATCCTCTAGAGAAAGTTAATTAGAAACTTATAAGTAAAAGAAAGGGTCTGTCCTTACAGTTACTTAAGTATTATAACTAATTCTAATTAAATATAATTAGTTATAAAACTTAAGTAACTCTAAGGGAGAATTTTTCTCTATCCTTTGTTTCATAGCCGAAGAGCAGCAGAAATCCTCTCCCCACTGAAAGGGTCGAGTCTCAGAAGCCTGTCCCCTCGTAGAAGCAAAGAGCAGGGGTTCTTCTCGTAGGCTCGGGGGGGGCCCCAGCCCATACTTGGGGCTGGGCCCCCCCGAGCCTACGAACCCTTGGTTTTGCCCATTATAAATAATTATATTTAAATATAATTATTTTTGGGGCTCTTCCTTGGGCTCTTCCTTGGGTTCGATGGCCACCCCGGCCATCGAGGGGAAATTCCCATTAAAATGAACTATAACAAAGTTATAGTTCATTTTAATGGGAATTTCCCCTCGATGGCCGGGGTGGCCATCGAAGGAGAGGCCAGGGTGGCCATCGAACCCAAGAGAGGCTCGGGGGCCCCAGCCCCAAGGCCCCCGACCGCCCCTTCTGCTGCCCTTCCTTCTACCCTCCGGCCTTCTACCCTCCGGCTACCCTCCGGTTCGGTCCGGCTATGTTTTCTCCACCCCCTCGATGGCCTCCTTCGGGTTCGATGGCCACCCCGGCCCGGGGGTTCGATGGCCACCCCCTGGCCATCGAAGGGGCGGGCGGGTTCGATGGCCACCCCGGCCATATAGGGGCTATATAGCCCCTTCGGTTTAAAACTAAGTTTAGCTAGACCCCTTCGGTCTAAACTTAGTTTTAAGCCGGAGCCGTAGCCGTAGCCGTAGGGACCGGAGGGAAAGAGCCGGAGCCGTAGGGACCGAAGGGAAAGAGGGGAGGGGAGGGAGAAAACATAGGAAGAGGGGGCTCTTCCCCTTTTCCTATGTTTTTCCTCGGGGGCCCCTAGCCCCAAGTTGGGGCTAGGGGCCCCCAACCCTTAAACCTAAGTTTAGACCGAAGGGGTATAGCTAAACTTAGGTTTAAGGGTTGGGGGCCCCTAGCCCCAACTTGGGGCTAGGGGCCCCCGAGGAAAAACATAGGAAGAGGGGAAAGGCCGCAGAAGGGGCGGCCTACGAGACTGAAAGGTCCCAGAGCAACGGCTTTCCCCTCGATGGCCACCCCCCCCTCGTAGAAGCAGCCTCCAAGCACCGGCGGGCTCGATGGCCGCCCCTTCTGCGGCCATCGAGGCAGAAGGGCGGCCTACGAGCCCCCTCTTCCTCCGCTTTCCCCTCGTAGAAGCAGGCTCGATGGCCGCCCTTCTTCCGGCCATCGAGGCAGAAGGGCGGCCTTTCTTCTGCTATGTTTTTCCCATTAGAATTAACTATAACTTAGTAGGTTATAGTTAATTCTAATGGGAAAAACATAGGAAGAGCCCAAAGAACCCCTCGAGGGAAGGGTTTAAGGCCTACTCTCGCCCCTCTTCCTATGTTTTCTCCCCTCCTACCCTCCGGCTCTTACGCTTCGCTCCCTCCGGCTCCGGCTCCGGCTTATAATTAACTATAACAAAGTTATAGTTAATTATAAACCGAAGGGGCTATACGGCCGCTCGGGGGCCCCTAGCCCCAAGTTGGGGCTTTCCTTGGTTTTTCCCCTTAAACCTAAGTATAGCTAGACCCCTTCGGTCTATACTTAGGTTTAAGGGGAAAAACCAAGGACGGGCCCCCAACCCCTTCTGCGGCCATATAGGGGGTGGAGAAAACATAGCCGGACCGGACCGGAGGGTAGCCGGAGGGTAGAAGGCCGGAGGGTAGAAGGCCGGACCGGAGCCGGAGGGAAGGAGGCCGGAGGGTAGAAGGAAGGGCCGGGGTGGCCATCGAACCCGAAGGAGCAGCTCTTCTGCAAGCATCGGCGGCTTTACCCTCGATGGCCACCCCGGCCATCGAGGGTAAAGCCACCAGCAGCCCTTCTGCCGGGTGGTCCCCCCGAGGGAAGGGTTTAAGGCCTACTCTCGCCCCTCTTCCTATGTTTTACTCTACCCCTCCGGGCTCGTAGGCCGCCCCGGCCCTTCTTCCCTCCGGCTATGTTTTTCCCCTTAAAACTAAGTATAGACCGAAGGGGTCTAGCTATACTTAGGTTTAAGGGGAAAAACATAGGAAGAGGGGCTCGTAGGCCGCCCCCGGCCTACGAGGGGGCGAGGAAGTTTCTCCCTCCTACCCTCCGGCTCCGGCTTATAAATAAGTTTAGACCGAAGGGGTCTAGCTAAACTTATTTATAAGCCGGAGCCGTAGGGAAGGAGGTAGAAAAGAAAGGGTCCAGGCTCCGGCTTAAACCTAAGTTTAGCTAGACCCCTTCGGTCTATACTTAGTTTTAAGCCGGACCGGACCGAAGGGTAGCCGGAGCCGTAGCCGTAGGGAAGGAGGGAGGAAGGGAGCCGAAGGGTAGCAGAGCGTAAGAGGAAAACCTAGCCGGACCTTACCGAAGCCGTAGCCGTACCGGACCGGACCGGACCGAAGGGAACGAAGTGGTAGAGGAGAGGCCGCCGTAGGGGAAAGGGTAGCAGAGCGTAAGAGGCCGAAGGGTAGCAGAGCGTAAGAGGCCGAAGGGTAGCAGAGCGTAAGAGCCGGAGCCGTAGGGACCGGAGGGAAAGAGGGGAGGGGAGAGCCGGAGCCGGAGGGACCGGAGGGGTAGAGGGAAGGAAGGGCCGGGGTGGCCATCGAACCCGAAGGAGAACCCCTGCTCTTTTTACCGAAGGGGAAAGAGGAAGACCCCCTGCTTTGTCTGGGGGCCCCTATCATAGGACCGAAGGGTTCTTACAAGGGAAACAGCAGGGGTCTTAGACTGAAAGGGGTGAGCTGAGCCCCCTCGAGGAAGCATCCGGGTAGAGGCCCAGCCCCTTCCCCCTATAACTTATTAAGTTAAGTTATAGTTAATTAGAATAGGGGCTTTCCCCTCTTCCTCCGCTTTCCCTCCGGCTTTCCTCTGCTTCCTCTTTCCCTCCGGTCCCTTCGGTCCGGGTTCCCATTTAAACGGATTATATTCAAATATAATCCGTTTAAATGGGAACCCGGACCGAAGGGACCGGAGGGAAAGAGGAAGCAGAGGGTTCGATGGCCACCCCCTCTTCCTATGTTTTTCCCCTTAAACCTAAGTATAGACCCCTTCGGTCTAAACTTAGGTTTAAGGGGAAAAACATAGGAAGAGGGGGTGGCCATCGAACCCGGAAGAAGGGCGGCCATCGAGCCCGCTCGGGGCGGAGCACCCGGCGGGTGCTCCGCCCCGACCGGTTCCCTACGGTGCTCTGAGGCTGCTTCGCAGAAGGGGCGTCCATCGAGCCTGCTTCTACGAGGGGTCCGAAGGGAGAATTTTTACCATTATAAATAAGTCTAGCCTCTACCCCCTCGATGGCCTCCTTCTTTCCTTGTTTTTCCTCTTACGCTCTGCTACCCTTCGGCTCCCTTCTACCCTCCGGCTACCCTCCGGTCCGGTCCGGCTTAAAACTAAGTATAGCTAGACCCCTTCGGTCTAAACTTAGGTTTAAGCCGGAGCCGTTGGGATCGAAGCGGAAGAGCCGGAGGGTAGGAGGGGAGAAAAACAAGGAAGAGGGGCCCTTCCTTCCCTCCTACCCTCCGGCTCTTACGCTCTGCTACCCTTCGGCTCCTCCCCTTCGGTACGGCTACGGCTCCGGCTCCCTCTACCACTTCGTCTCCTTCCCTCCGGTCCGGTTCCCTCTTTCCCTCCGGTCCCTACGGCTCCGGCTCCCTCTACCACTTCGTCTCCTTCCCTCCGGTCCGGTTCCCTCTTTCCCTCCGGTCCCTACGGCTCCGGCTACCCTCCGGTCCGGTTCGGTCCGGTCCGGCTCTCCTTCCCCTCCCCTCTACCACTTCGTTCCCTACGGCTCCGGCTCTTTCCCTCCGGTCCCTACGGCTCCGGCTACCCTCCGGTCCGGTTCGGTCCGGTCCGGCTCTCCTTCCCCTCCCCTCTACCACTTCGTTCCCTACGGCTCCGGCTCTTCCTCTTACGCTTCGCTCCCTCCGGTCCGGTCCCTACGGCTACGGCTTCGGCTTCGGTACGGCTTGTTTTTTCCCGTTAAAACTAAGTTCAGACTAAACTTAGGTTTAAGCCGGAGCCGTACCGGACCGGACCGAAGGGAACGAAGTGGTAGAGGAGAGGCTCGGGGGCCCCAGCCCCAAGGCTGGGGCCCCCGACCGCCGTAGGGGAAAGGGTAGCAGAGCGTAAGAGGCCGAAGGGTAGCAGAGCGTAAGAGCCGGAGCCGTAGGGACCGGAGGGGAAGAGGGGAGGAAAAACAAGGAAGAGGGACCCTTCCTCCTACCCTATCCCCTACGGCGGCCTCCTTCCTACCCTCCGGTCCGGCTACCCTTCGGTCCGGCTCCGGTACGGCTACGGACTCCTTCCCTCCGGCTACCCTACGGCTCCTACCCTGCGGTTTCCCTACGGCTCCTACCCTCCGGTTTACCTACGGCTCCTACCCTCTCCCCTACGGCGGTCTCTTCCTTCTACCCTCCGGCCTTCTACCCTCCGGCTACCCTCCGGTCCGGTCCGGCCTTATACCCTCCGGCCTTCTACCCTCCGGCTCTCCCCTCTACCACTTCGTTCCCTTCGGCTCCGGTCCGGTTCGGTCCGGTCCGGCTCCTCTACCACTTCGTTCCCTTCGGTCCGGTCCGGCTCCTCTACCACTTCGTTCCCTCCGGTCCGGTCCGGCTTCCCTACGGTCCGGATCTACCACTTCGTTCCCTCCGGCTCCGGGGGTGGCCACCCCTTCGATGGCCCCTCGATGGCCGCAGAAGGGGGGCCCCCAGCCTTGGGGCTAGGGGCCCCCGAGCGGCCATCGAGCCCCGGCTGCTTCAGCGAGGGGCCATCGAAGGGGCGGAGCAACCGGCGGGTGCTCCGCCCCGCTACCCTCCGGTCCGGTACGGCTACGGCTACCCTCCGGTCCGGCTACGGCTCCGGCTCTTCCTCTTACGCTCTGCTACCCTTCGGTCCCTCCGGTCTGGTCCCTACGGCTACGGCTCCGGCACTCAAAGGGTCTTATTTAAGGGCCTTGTACTAGCCCAGAGTTAAGACGGAGAGAGTTAAAAGCCCACTCGCCAGGAACCGGCGAAGCAGCCCGCGAGGTTAAAATTTTTTAAAAGGTTTACTTAATTAATAAACTTCCTCTTGTTCTACTACTGCCACTTCTAAAAAGAAACAAGGCTAAATACCTAATAAGAAAGAAAGGGTGTTCAACCTTTTAAAACCGCCGAATCTTTCTTCTTACTTATAAGTAAGTTGCCTTGTCCGCAAGAAATCAAGGGGTTCTTCTGCAAGAACTGCGGCACGCCCCTCTTCCTATGTTTTCCCTCTACCACTTCGTTCCCTCCGGCTCCCCTCTTACACTTCGTTCCCTACGGCTCCGGCTCTTACGCTCTGCTACCCTTCGGTCCCTACGGCTCCGGTCGGGGGGGCCCCCAGCCTTGGGGCTGGGGGTCGGGGGCCCCTAGCCCCAACTTGGGGCAGGGGCCCCCAAGCCCGTCCTTGTTTTTTCCCCTTAAAACTAAGTATAGCTAGACCCCTTCGGTCTATACTTAGTTTTAAGGGGAAAAACCAAGGAAGAGCCCCAGCCTTGGGGCTGGGGCCCCCGAGCTCCGGCTTATAATTAACTATAACAAAGTTATAGTTAATTATAAACCGAAGGGGGCTATATGGCCGCCCCTTCTGCGGCCATATAGGGGGTGGAGAAAACATAGCCGGACCGAACCGGAGGGAACGAAGTGGTAGAGGAGCCGGACCGGACCGGAGGGTAGCCGGAGCCGTAGGGACCGGAGGGAAAGAGGGAACCGGACCGGAGGGAAGGAGACGAAGTGGTAGAGGGAGCCGGACCGGACCGGACCGGAGGGAAGGAGACGTAGTGGTAGAGGAGCCGGACCGGACCGGAGGGAACGAAGTGGTAGAGGAGCCGGACCGGACCGGAGCCGTAGGGAACGAAGTGGTAGAGGGGAGAGGAGAGAAGGAAGGAAAAGCCGGTTCTTGCTCTTCCTTGGGCTCGTAGGCCGACCCGGCCTACGAGGGGAAAGATCCTTTTTAATGAACTATAACAAAGTTATAGTTCATTAAAAAGGATCTTTCCAAGCCGGACCGAACCGGAGCCGTAGGGAACGAAGTGGTAGAGGGGAGAGCCGGAGGGTAGAAGGAAGGGCTCTTCCTTTCTCCCCTCTTTCCCTCCGGTCCCTACGGCTCCGGCTTAAAACTAAGTATAGACCGAAGGGGTCTAGCTATACTTAGTTTTAAGCCGGAGCCGTAGGGACCGGAGGGAAAGAGGGGAGAAAGGACGGGCCCCAGCCCCAAGGCTGGGGCCCCCGACCGCCCTGTCCTTGTTTTTCTCCCCTCCCTTCCTTCTACCCTCCGGCTCTCCCCTCTACCACTTCGTTCCCTACGGCTCCGGTCCGGCTCCTCTACCACTTCGTTCCCTCCGGTCCGGTCCGGCTCTTACGCTCTGCTACCCTTCGGTCCCTACGGCTCCGGTTCCGGCTTAAACCTAAGTATAGTCAGACTATACTTAGGTTTAAGCCGGAACCGGAGGGGTAGAGGAAAACATAGGAAGAGGGGCCATCGAACCCGAAGAAGGCCTCTCCTTGGGCTCTTCCTTGTTTTTCTCCTCCCCTCCGGCTTAAAACTAAGTATAGCTAGACCCCTTCGGTCTATACTTAGTTTTAAGCCGGAGGGGAGGAGAAAAACAAGCTGGAGGGAAGAAGGGCTTGGGGGCCCCTGCCCCAAGTTGGGGCTAGGGGCCCCCGACCGCCCTTCTGCGGCCTACGAGCCCCTTCGATGGCCAGCAGAAGGGGTGGCCATCGAACCCCAAGGAAGAGGGGGAAAAACTTACCTAAGAGAGAGGGGCCATCGAGCAAGAACCCCTGCAAGTTAAAAGCTTTACAAAGCTGAACCTTCTAAAGAAAGAATACGAATAAAGGCAAGCCCATCTGCTTCGAATTCTTTCTTTAGAAGGTTCAGCTTTTAACTCTATGCTTTAAACCTGCAAGTTAAAAGCTGGGGGTTCGATGGCCACCCCTTCTGCTGGCCATCGAAGGGGTTCTCTTTCGAAGCAGCCCCTCAGAACTGCTGCAAGGTAAAAGCTGGGGGTTCGATGGCCACCCCTTCTGCTGGCCATCGAAGTGGGTCTCGTTCGAAGCAGCCCCTCAGAACTGCTGCAAGTTAAAAGCTGGGGTTCTCTTTCGAAGCAGCCCCTCAGAACTGCTGCAAGTTTAAAGCTGAAAGAAGGGCAGCGATTCCTGCAGAAGAACCCCCTGCAAGTTAAAAGCTGAACCTTCCATCAACAATTAAATCCAATAAAGAAAAGCCATCTGTTCTATTGGATTTAATTGTTGTTGGAAGGTTCAGCTTTTAACTCTATGCTTTTAACTTGCCATTAAAGCACCGATCTGATATGTAAGAAGTGGGCGACGCAAAGGCTTAAAGAAGGAGTTGTTTAAAGAAGACGCGCCCTCTTCTGCGCCGAAGCCGGAGGACTCTTTCTTTTCTCCCCTCCTACCGCCCCTCCGGCTACGGTCCCTTCTCTCCTACCCTCCGGTCCGGCTACGGCTCCGGCTCCGGCTTATAAGTTTAGTCTGACTAAACTTATAAGCCGGAGCCGGAGCCGTAGCCGGACCGGAGGGTAGGAGAGAAGGGACCGTAGCCGGAGGGGCGGTAGGAGGGGAGAAACTTCCTCGCCTTCTGCCTCGTAGGCCGCAGAAGGGCGGCCTACGAGCCCGGAGGGGTAGAGAGAGAGAGCCGTAGGGTAGGAGCCCTCCATTTCCTGCAGAAATGGAGCCCAGACAAGTTTATAAAGCGGTTCCTTTCTTTAAACTCTTTAACTGGTGTTCTTAAAGGGAAATGGTCTTCAGCAAAATAAGAGGCCGGCTCTTTTGTTTGTAAGAACTGGTCTTATTAAGATTAAGAATCCACTTAAGCACTCGTTCTTGAAGGCCTCCTTCGACAAGAACGCGCCTTTAAAAGAGGCCGCCGTAGGGGAAAGGAGCCCCTCCTTCTTTAAGCCTTTGCTTTCTCTTTCCTTTCTCCACCCCCTCGATGACCGCAGAAGGGCCGCCCCTTTTGCGGTTTCTTCCTAACCTAATAAGAGGGGGTGGAGAAGTTTACCATTATAAATAAGTCCAGCCTCTCTAGCTTCGCTCCCTACCCTACGGCTCTCTCTTAGGTAAGTTTTCCCCTCTACCACTTCGTTCCGCTCGGGGGGCTCGGGGGCCCCTGCCCCAAGTATGGGCAGGGGCCCCCAACCCCAGCCCATACTTGGGGCTGGGGGCCCCCGAGCCCCAGCCCCAAGTATGGGCTGGGGCCCCCTACCCCTCCGGCTACGGCTCCCCTCCCTCCTACCCTTCGGCTCCGGCTCTTACGCTCTGCTACCCTTCGGCTCCCCTCCCTTCCTTCTACCCTCCGGCTCTCCTACCCTCCGGTCCGGTCCGGCTTCCCTCCGGTCCGGCTCTACCACTTCGTTCCCTACGGCTCCGGCTCCGGTACGGCTACGGCTCCGGTTCTCTCCCCTCCCTTCCTTCCCTCTACCACTTCGTCCTCTTACGCTCTGCTACCCTTCGGCTCCTACCCTCCGGTCCGGTACGGCTCCGGCTACCCTTCGGTCCGGCTCCTCTACCACTTCGTTCCCTCCGGTACGGTCCGGCTCTTACGCTCTGCTACCCTTCGGCCGACAGAGCTACCCTTCGGTCGGGGGCCCCAGCCCATACTTGGGGCTGGGGCCCCCGAGCCTCTTACGCTCTGCTACCCTTTCCCCTACGGCGGCCTCTCCTCTACCACTTCGTTCCCTTCGGTCCGGTCCGGTCCGGTACGGCTACGGCTCCGGTCCGGCTCCTCTACCACTTCGTTCCCTTCGGTCCGGTCCGGCTACGGCACCGGCTTCGGTCCGGTCCGGCTCTAACACTTCGTCCTCTTACGCTCTGCTACCCTTTCCCCTACGGCGGCCTCTCCTCTACCACTTCGTTCCCTTCGGTCCGGTCCGGTACGGCTACGGCTACCCTTCGGTCCGGCTATGGCTACGGCTCCGGTTCTGCTATTTCTTATAAGCCGAAGGGTTTCCCCTCTTCCTATGTTTTTCCCCCTCGTTGGCCTCCTCCTTTCCTTGTTTTTTCCCCTTAAAACTAAGTATAGCTAGACCCCTTCGGTCTATACTTAGTTTTAAGGGGAAAAAACAAGGACAGGGCGGGTTCGATGGCCACCCCCTCGATGGCCGGCAGAAGGGCGGCCATCGAGCCCCGGCCCTTCTTCCCTCCGGCTATGTTTTTCCCATTATAATTAACTATAACTTTGTTATAGTTAATTATAATGGGAAAAACATAGGAAGAGGGGCCATCGAGCCCCGGCCCTTCCTTCCCTCTTTCCCTCCGGTCCCTACGGCTCCGTCTACCCTTCGGTCCGGCTATGTTTTCTCCACCCCCTCGTAGGCCGGGGGCGGCCTACGAGCCCCTCTTCCTATGTTTTCTCCCCTCCCCTCTTACACTTCGTTCCCTACGGCTCCGGCTCTTACGCTCTGCTACCCTTCGGTCCCTACGGCTCCGGCTCCGGCTTAAACCTAAGTATAGACCGAAGGGGTCTAGCTATACTTAGTTTTAAACCGGAGGGGCTCTTCCTTGGTTTTTCCCCTTAAACCTAAGTATAGTCTGACTATACTTAGGTTTAAGGGGAAAAACCAAGGAGAGGCCGCCACCCGGCCATATAGGGGGTGGAGAAAACATAGCCGGACCGGAGCCGGAGGGAACGAAGTGGTAGAGGGGAGAGGAGAGCCGGACCGGCCGGACCGGAGGGAAGGAGAGCCGGACCGGACCGGAGGGAAGCCGGAGGGTAGAAGGCCGGACCGGACCGGAGGGTAGGAGAGGAGAGAAGGAAGGAAGGGCTCTTCCTTGGTTTTTCCCATTAAAATGAACTATAACTAAGTTATAGTTCATTTTAATGGGAAAAACCAAGGAAGGGCCCCAGCCCATAGTATGGGCTGGGGCCCCCGACCGCAGAAGGGGCGGCCATCGAGCCCCGGCCATCGAGGGGCGAGCAGTGCTCTTTAATCCTCTTTTTTCTTGTGCTCTTAAAGTAAGTATAAGTCTCCTCTAAACCTAAAAGAAGTCTCCTAGTAGCAAACCTATAGTCTCTTATAAGTAAGAGCAAGAGTAACCCTCGAGTCTCCTAGTAGCAAAAGAAAGAAAGGAGTGGGCCCCTCGAGTTCCTCTTTTTTCTTGTGCTCTTAAAGTAAGTATAAGTCTCCTCTAAACCTAAAAGGAGTCTCCTCTAAACCTAAAAGGATTCTCCTCTTTTTTCTTGTGCTCTTATAAGTAAGTAAGTAAGCCAGTACGCTTCGCTAAGTAAGTAAGTATAAGTCTCCTTTCTTTAAGAGCACCCCTTAGTTGGGTGCTTACAGCAGAAAAAAAAGAGCAAAAATGCAAGTCTCCTACCTATAAGAGCAAAAGGGGTGCTTACATCAAAGAGTCTCCTACCTATAAGAGCAAAAGGGGTGCGTACATCAAAGAGTCTCCTACCTACCTATAAGAGCACCCCTTATTTGGGTGCTTACAGCAGAAAAGAAAGAGCAAAAGGAACAGCAAGATTCCTTTAAAAAGAGCAAGAAAGATTTAAGAAAGAGCAAGAAAGATTTATGAAAGAGCAAGAAAGAGTGTCCTAGTTTTTGCAAGTCTCCTTTAAAGCAAAAAAAAGAAAGAGCAAAAATGCAAAAGAGAAATTTCTCTTTAAGAGCAAAAATGCAAAAGTGCAAAAGGAACAGCAAAAGAAAGAGAAAGAGTCTCCTACCTACCTATAATAGCAAAAGGGGTGCGTACATCAAAGAGTCTGCTTTAAAAAGAGAAAATGCAAGGGCGTCTGCTAAACTTATTTAGTTTTTTACCGGTTCCAATTAAAGTAGGGGCTCCTCTTCTGCTTCTCCGCAGAAGGGGCGCAGCGTAGCAGCCGGTTTCCCTTTTAAAGGGAAACCGCGGGCGTTCTTCTTTAAAGCAAAGAATCCTGCTCTTCGGCTTTTTAAACGGTTAAAGGTTTATTTAACAAGTCCACTTAAAAAAAAACAGCAGTGTTCCCAAAGCTTTGCTTTGGGTTCTTGCAAGCCTCTCTTGTTTTCAAAGAGCAGGAAGCTGGAAGCTGGAAGCAACCGGTGTTTTATACCTTTTAGTAGGCAGGAAACCTTTTGAAATGTTCCTTTAAAAAGGGAAGTGCTATTAATTTGTTCTTTATAAGATAAGATAAGTTAGTTATCTATTTATTTAAACTCATATAAGTAAGTAAGTATTTAAGGTTTTAAATATCTTTTTGTTTGTCTTGTTTCTAAGCTAGATGGTAAAGGCTCTTTTAAAGCAAAAAGGGAACCACAGGGAAACTGGAGCAGAAGAAGAGCCTTTAAAAGAGGAATTTTTACCATTATAAATAAGTTTAGTTAGACCCCTCTTCCCCTCTTCCTTGGGTTCGATGGCCCCTATATGGCCGGGGTGGCCATCGAACCCACCCCCCTCTTCCTATGTTTTCTCCCTCCCTCCCTCCTACCCTACGGCTACGGCTCCGGCTCCGGCTTATAATTAACTATAACAAAGTTATAGTTAATTATAATGGGAAAAACATAGGAGAGGCTCGGGGGCCCCAGCCCCAAGGCTGGGGCTCGGGGGCCCCCAGCCCCAAGTTGGGGCTGGGGGCCCCCAACCCCCGACCTCCTTCTTTCCTTGTTTTTTGGCCCCTAGCCCCAAGTTGGGGCTAGGGGCCCCCAACCCTTAAAACTAAGTATAGCTAGACCCCTTAGGTCTATACTTAGTTTTAATGGAAAAAACAAGGACAGGGCGGGTTCGATGGCCACCCCGGCCATATAGGGGCCATCGAGCAAGAACCGGTCGGGGGCCCCAGCCTTGGGGCTGGGGTTGGGGGCCCCTGCCCCAACTTGGGGCAGGGGCCCCCAAGCCCGTCCTTTCCTCTACCCCTACGGTCCCTCCGGCTTAAAACTAAGTATAGCTAGACCCCTTCGGTCTATACTTAGTTTTAAGCCGGAGCTAGGAAGTTTTCCCCTTATAAATAAGTTTAGTCTGACTAAACTTATTTATAAGGGGAAAACTTCCTCGCCGGAGGGGTAGAGGAAAACCAAGGAAGAGCCCTTCCTTCTTCCCTCCGGCTTCCCTACGGTCCGGCTCTCCTCTCCCCTCTACCACTTCGTTCCCTCCGGCTCCGGTCCGGTCCGGCTATGTTTTCTCCACCCCTTCGGTTTATAATTAACTATAACTTTGTTATAGTTAATTATAAGCCGGAGCCGGAGCCGTAGCCGTAGGGTAGGAGGGAGGGAGGGAGAAAACATAGGAAGAGGGGCTCGATGGCCCCTATATGACCGGGGTGGCCATCGAACCCGCCCTGTCCTTGTTTTTTCCATTAAAACTAAGTATAGACCTAAGGGGTCTAGCTATACTTAGGTTTAAGGGTTGGGGGCCCCTAGCCCCAACTTGGGGCTAGGGGCCAAAAAACAAGGAAAGAAGGAGGCCATCGAGGGGGAAGAGCCCAAAAAAAATAAGTAAGACCACGAAGCAGTTATTACGCGATTTTATTATAGACAAATAAAGCCCTGCAGAGCCTATACTTTTACTACTTAAAGTAAACCGAATCCTTATTTTTCTATAAGAGATATTACTATTATATACATAATAATAAGGCTAGGGTTTTCCTCTTCAAGAACTGCTCTATTTGTTCTTAAAGAGACTCTTACTTTCTTTAAGAGCAAAAGAAAGAGCACCAAAAGAGGAATCTCTTTCTCTTTGTTCTTAAATCTTTAAGAGCACCGAAAGAGGAATCTCTTTCTCTTTGTTCTTAAATCTTTAAGAGCAAAAATGCAAGTCTCCTAGTTAGGAAGAGTCTCCTAGTTCTTGCAACGAAAGAGGAATTTCGAGGGGCCCACTCCTTTCTTTCTCTTAATAGGACTATAGGGTTCCTTTTGCTCTTAATAGGACAAGAGGAAAATGCTGGTCGTCTGGCAGAAAAACCAGCATGTTCTTACTTACTTATAAGAGGAACGCCGCGGTTTCCCTTTAAAAGGAGTTTTTCGAAAAGGGAGCCCTTCAGTCTTATTAGGGGTTCTTCTACAAGCAGGGGTTCTCCTTCGAAGGGGGTTTCTTACTTATAAGAGGAAAGCTATGAATCGCTGCCCTTCGAACGCTTAAGAAAAGAGAAACCGCTCTTCTGCTATAAACCGATTGCGGTTGGCTGCTTCGCTGCCCCAGACAAGGCTGCTCTGGGCTTTCTTTTAAGAAGCAAGATTCCTAGGATCCGTCCAAGCATCGGCGAGCAGTGCTTACAAAGATTTAAGAACAAATAGAAAGAGGCTGCTCTGCCCTTAGATCGAAGCAGCCTTGCTCTTTGTAAGCACCGAACTAGGAGACTCTTTGTAAGCACTGCTCCTCCGTTAAAGAAGAACTAGGAATCTCTTTCTCTTTGTTCCTTGCTTTTAAGGAGACTTGCCCCAAGAACTCCTATGAAGAGACTCTTTCTCTTTGTTCCTTTGTAAGCACAAGAAGAACTAGGATTTAAGAGCACTGCTCGCCGATGCTTGGAGGGATCCTAGGATTTAAGAGCACTGCTCGCCGATGCTTGGAGGGATACTAGGAATCTCTTTCTCTTTGTTCCTTGCTTAAAAGGAGACTTGCATGTCTCCTATTAAGAGACTCTTTCTCTTTGTTCCTTTTGCTCTTATAAGTAAGTAAGTAAGTAAGTAAGTAAGTAAGAGACTATAGGGTTCCTTTTCGAGAGGTGCCCAAGAAATCCTGCTGGTTCCCAAACAAAGGAAATGCCTATTCTAATTAACTATAAATTAATAAGTTATAATAATAATAATCTGTTGGCGATTCTTCTGCTGCAGGTGGTCCCCCCCCCCGGGTCCCTCTTCTTCCTATTAGGAAACTTACATAAGAAAGAAAATTTTAAGGAGCAGAAGCAGACGAGCGGTTCCAGCAGACGAAGGGTGTTCCTGCTTACATAGCAGGCCGTTCTGCGGAGCACCGAATCTGTGCTCCGGAACCGCAATAAATTCAAAGATGGCCGCCTCCCGAAGAATACTGGCCGACGCCCCCCCCCCCTCGAACGGGTGCCCCTTTAAGGATAGAAGAATGTCCGTTATAGAAGAGTGGGCGGTTTCGCTTAAAGAAGGAAGAAGGAGCAGAAGGAGCCCGTAGGCTTGACTTTCGGCCAGGAATTTTCCAAGCATCGGCGCCCCTTATAAGGCAGCAAGGCTTACCGTAGGGAAAGAGAGAAGGGCTAGTACTTTACCCCGCCCGTAGGCGGGGCTCCCTTTTCGAATAACTCCTTTATGGCTCGCAGAGAGCCCTTTGTCCTGCTGGAAAACTTACATAAGAATGAAAGAGGCGGCTGTTCTTCTTTAAACGCCGAAGCTTTCCCCTCTTCCTATGTTTTCTCCCTCCCCTCTTCCCCTCCGGTCCCTACGGCTCCGGCTTAAAACTAAGTTTAGACCGAAGGGGTCTAGCTAAACTTAGTTTTAAACGGGAGGGGTGGAGAAACCATAGCCGGAGCCGTACCGAAGCCGGAGGGAACGAAGTGGTAGAGGGGAGACGAAGTGGTAGAGGGAAGGGCCGGGGCTATATGGCCGCCCTGTCCTTGTTTTTTCCATTAAAACTAAGTATAGCTAGACCCCTTCGGTCTATACTTAGTTTTAATGGAAAAAACAAGGAAAGAAGGAGGCCCTTCCTTCTTCCCTCCGGCCTTCTACCCTCCGGCTACCCTTCGGTTCGGTCCGGCTTGGTTTTTCCCATTATAATGAACTATAACTTAGTTATAGTTCATTTTAATGGGAAAAACCAAGGAAGGGCTCGATGGCCGCCCTGTCCTTGTTTTTTCGGCCCCCAGCCCCAAGTTGGGGCTGGGGGCCCCCGACCATTAAAACTAAGTATAGCTAGACCCCTTCGGTCTATACTTAGGTTTAAGGGGTTGGGGGCCCCTAGCCCCAACTTGGGGCTAGGGGCCGAAAAAACAAGGAAAGAAGGAGGCCATCGAGGGGGTGGCCATCGAACCCAAGGAGAGGCCACCCCCTCTTCCTATGTTTTCCTCCCCTCTTCCCCTCCGGTCCCTACGGCTCCGGCTCTTACGCTCTGCTACCCTTCGGCCTCTTACGCTCTGCTACCCTTCGGCCTCTTACGCTCTGCTACCCTTCGGTCCCTCCGGTCCGGTACGGCTCCGGCTTAAAACTAAGTTTAGACCGAAGGGGTCTAGCTAAACTTAGTTTTAAACCGGAGGGGTGGAGAAAACATAGGAGAGGCCTGCTTGTAAGAAGGGCGGGTTCGATGGCCACCCCGGCCATATAGGGGCCATCGAGCCCCCTCTTCCTATGTTTTCTCCACCCCTCCGGTTTAAAACTAAGTTTAGATCGAAGGGGTCTAGCTAAACTTATTTTTAAACCGGAGGGGTGGAGAAAGGGTTCGATGGCCACCCCGGCCCTTCCTTCCTTCTCTCCCTCCCCTCCCCTCTACCACTTCGTCTCCCCTCTACCACTTCGTTCCCTCCGGCTTCGGTACGGCTCCGGCTCTTACACTTCGTCTCCCCTCTACCACTTCGTTCCCTCCGGCTTCGGTACGGCTACGGCTCCGGTCCGGCTCCTCTACCACTTCGTTCCCTCCGGTCCGGTCCGGCTCCCTCTACCACTTCGTCTGCTCTCCCCTACGGTCCCTTCTACCCTCCGGCTCCGGTCCGGTTCCCTCTACCACTTCGTTCCCTCCGGCTCCGGCCTTCTACCCTCCGGCCTTCCCTCTTACGCTCTGCTACCCTTCGGCTCCCTCCTACCCTCCGGCTTCGGTACGGCTCCGGCTTCCCTCCTGTCCGGTCCGGTTCGGTCCGGTCCGGCTCCTCTACCAATTCGTCCTCTCTAGCTTCGCTCCCTCCGGTTCGGTTCGGTCCGGCTATGTTTTCTCCCTTCCCTCTTCCCCTCCGGTCCCTACGGCTCCGGCTCCGGCTTAAAACTAAGTTTAGCTAGACCCCTTCGGTCTAAACTTAGTTTTAAGCCGGAGCCGGAGCCGTAGGGACCGGAGGGGAAGAGGGGAGGGAGAAAACATAGGAAGAGGGGCTCGTTGGCCGCCCCCGGCCATCGAGGGGGAGAGGCCTCCTTCGGGTTCGATGGCCACCCCTTCTGCGGCCTCCTTCTTTCCTTGTTTTTTCCATTAAAACTAAGTATAGCTAGACCCCTTCGGTCTATACTTAGTTTTAATGGAAAAAACCAGGACAGGGCGGCCTCTCCTTGTTTTTTCCCGTTAAAACTAAGTATAGACCGAAGGGGTCTAGCTATACTTAGTTTTAAGGGGGCCCCTAGCCCCAACTTGGGGCTAGGGGCCGAAAAACCAAGGAAGAGCCCCTTCGATGGCCAGGGGGTTCGATGGCCACCCCCGGCCATCGAGGGGGTGGCCACCCCCGGGTTCGAAGGCCACCCCCTCGATGGCCTCCTTCGGCGGGCGGCCATATAGACCCGGCCAACGAGGGGCCCTTCCTTCCCTCTACCCCTCCGGTCCCTCCGGCTCCGGCCTTCTACCCTCCGGCCTTCCTCCTTCCCTACGGCTCCGGCCTTTTCTCCTACCCTCCGGTCCGGCTCTCCTTCCCTCCGGTCGGGGGCCCCAGCCCATACTATGGGCTGGGGCCCCCAACCCCCGAGTCCGGTCCGGTTCGGTTCGGTCCGGCTTGGGTTTTCCCATTATAATTAACGATAACTTTGTTATAGTTAATTATAAGCCGGAGCCGTACCGGACCGGAGGGACCGAAGGGTAGCAGAGCGTAAGAGGCCGAAGGGTAGCAGAGCGTAAGAGGCCGAAGGGTAGCAGAGCGTAAGAGCCGGAGCCGTAGGGACCGGAAGGAAAGAGGGTAGGAAAACATAGGAAGAGGGGCGGGCGGCCATATAGGGGGTGGCCTACGAACCCTATGTTTTCTCCTACCCTTCGGTTCCTTTTCCCATTATAAATAAGTTTAGCTAGACCCCTTCGGTCTAAACTTATTTATAATGGGAAAACTAAAAACAAAAAAGTATACTTTTTTGGAAGCTGTTTTAAACTTTACTTTAGAGAACCGGCAAAGAAAGGTACGGAAACAGACAGTATTGGCGAAAAGCTCTTACTTAGCGAAGCGTACTGGCTTACTTACTTACTTATAAGAACGAATTTTGACTGTACAAAACATTTTAGAAATGCTTATTAAAAAACTTCATTATAGTATGATTAAAAGGAAAAATAAAGTAAATATAATTGACAATTATCAGGTGTAAAAATATAATCAAATAATGTAGTTTATAGAAACGTCCTTAGTTCAGTCGGTAGAACGCAGGTTTCCAAAACCTGATGTCGTGGGTTCAATTCCTACAGGGCGTGTCAAATGTTGAAAAAATAATAAGAAAAACCTTATCTTAGTTATTAGTAAATAGATTGAAATGCAGCACTTGCCCTTCATTTTTCCTTGCTCTTAAAAAAGCTTAACTTATAGACAGAAAAGTAAGGAAGAGCTGTCTCCCTTCGAGTCTCCCTACGGTAAAAAGAGAGGAGCTGAAGAAGGTGGCCTGGGGAATTTGCGCTATCCTATTCTAGTTCCCTCCCCTACGAATACGGGCGGGTCTGTTTTCCTATTCAAATTCTATATGTAGTCTATATGTAGACTAAATTAATTAGAATAGTAAACATGAACCTTTCAGTGGCCTGGGCTTGGGGCCACTGAAAGGAATGAAAGGGCTTTCCTTTGTTTCATAGCCGAAGAGCGTTTTCCATATTCTTATTAACTATAAGTTATAGTTAATAAGAATATGGAAAACGCTCTTCGGCTATGAAACAAAGGTGCTGAGCCTTAAAGTGGCTCTGTCCTTGGTTTTTCGGCCCCTAGCCCCAAGTCTGGGACCCTTCGGTCTAGGGGCCCCCTTAAAACTAAGTATAGCTAGACCCCTTCGGTCTATACTTAGTTTTAAGGGGGCCCCTAGACCGAAGGGTCCCAGACTTGGGGCTAGGGGCCGAAAAACCAAGGAAGAGCCATCGAACCCTTTTCCTCGGGGGCCCCTAGCCCCAAGTTGGGGCTAGGGGCCCCCGACCATTATAATTAACTAGAACTAAGTTATAGTTAATTATAATGGTCGGGGGCCCCTAGCCCCAACTTGGGGCTAGGGGCCGAAAACCCAACGAAGCAGCCGCCGAAGGAGCCCCTTATGCCGATGCTTGGAGAAGAAGGAGGAGAACACCGGTCCAGCAGTTCTTGCTCTATCCTTAGTATCATAGGAGCAGTAGAAGACACGGCTCTTTACTTTCAGTAAGGACTGAAAGGGTCTTCTGCTATAAGGGCCCCTGCCTTGGCCCCTCTCCTTTAAAGCAGGGGGCGCAGCTAACCCCTTCGAGTCCCCTTGGGTCCTGCTGACTATATGGCCCACTAGCTGATCCCCCTCTAGAACTGCCTTCCTTCCGCCGGGAAGTTTTCGTCTCCTTTTAAAGGCGCGCAGAGAGCCCCTCTTATAAAGAAGCAGCCGGTGCGGAGCAACCGCGCCGCCGAAGGAGAACACCGGTGCTACGAAGGGCGGACTACGAAAGAGCACCCCTCTTATTAAGAAGCAGCTTAAAGGAGGCTCGTCGACTTATCAGTAAGTAAGCCAGTACCCTTCGGTGCTTGAAGCAGCCAGTACCCTTCGGGAAGAACCTTCGGTGCTTGAAGCAGCCGGTGTTTCTTTACCGCAGGGTACTGGCTTACTTACTGATAAGTCGACGAGCCTCCTTTAAGCCTCTTCTTAATAAGAGGGGCACTTTCAACTCTGCTAAACTAGCAGAAATCCTACTAGATAACGGATACGCATTAAAAGGCTGTTCTTGCATAAGAAGAGTAGCTTTAAACGAGAAGACGAGAAATGCTGCTAAAATTATTTTTTATTATGTTCATAATATAGACCTACATTAAAAGGTCGCCCTTACAAGTCTCCCGATATGTCGGTGGTAAAGCAGATCTTAGAAGTGCAGCTGTTCCAGGAACAGCCATCCTTTCAGCCCTATCTTTAAAAGGGGATGCAGGAATCGCTGCTTCTTTCAGATACCTCCGGTTCTTAAATAAGAACATTCACACCTTTCTGGGAGAACCCTTCTTTTTTAATTCTTATTTGCTTTCTTTTCCTTATAAGAAAAAGCTAAACTAATAAAAGAAGGTGCCCCTCTTATTAAGTTAAGAAGCAGCCGGGATCTTATAATATAAGACTACGAGCCCCTAAAGACCCCATAGGGTCAGGGGTTATTTAGTTTCTTCCTTCTTTCTTCCTCCTTCTTTCTTCTTCCTTCTTTCTTCTTCCTTCTTTGTTCCTTTTTTTCTTTATTCCTTTTTTCTACCTTTTATGAACCCCTTGGGCCCGCCTGCCCGATTGCCCGCGCGCCCGCATAAGACTCTTTTCCTTGTTTCCTGCAGCAGGTAAGAACTGCTGGTTCTTCTGCTGCTTCCAGAAGACCTTTCAGTGGTCGGGGCACTGAAGATACTGATCTATGCCAGGACTGAAATTCCTACGGTCTGAAAGGAATGAAAGGGGCCCACTGCTTCCAGGCGCCCAGCAGACCTTTCAGTCTAGGGGCACTGAAAGGGGCTAGGTGGTGGCAAGAACCCCAAGCACTTTAAGGCGGTTTCCCTATTAGAATTCACTATACCTAGGTATAGTGAATTCTAATAGGGAAACCGCCTTAAAGTGCTTGGGGTTCTTGCCACCACCTAGCCCCCATCCCCTAGGTGCTCCGTCCAGCAGCCGTACGGGAAACAGGCAAGAACCCCTCAGCAACCGGTTGCTACGGGGTGCTTGCCGGTTTCCCGTACGGCTGCTGGTACACCTACTTAAGTATTATAATTAATTAGCTTTAAATATAATTAATTATAATATTTAAGTACGCCCTTTCAGTCCTTTCAGGGGCTCTACTGCTTCTCCTTTTAAAGGCTCCTTCGGGGTTCGATGGCTCGGGGGCTCTTCCTTGGTTTTTCCCCTTAAAACTAAGTATAGTCTGACTATACTTAGTTTTAAGGGGAAAAACCAAGGACGGGCTTGGGGGCCCCTGCCCATACTTGGGGCTAGGGGCCCCCGACCCCCAGCCCCAAGTATGGGCAGGGGCCCCCCAGCCCATAGTATGGGCTGGGCCCTCCCCCGACCACCCCCTATATGGCCGCAGAAGGGGCGGCCATCGAGCCCTTCCTTGGTTTTTCCCATTTAAATGAACTATAACTTAGTTATAGTTCATTTAAATGGGAAAAACCCAGGGTTCGATGGCCACCCCGGCCTCTCCTATGTTTTTCCCATTAAAACTAAGTATAGTCAGACTATACTTAGGTTTAAGGGGAAAAACATAGGAAGAGGGAAGAGGCCTCTCCTTTGTTTTCTCCACCCCCTCGATGGCCTCCTTCTTTCCTTGGTTTTTCCTCGGGGGCCCCTAGCCCCAAGTTGGGGCTAGGGGCCCCCGACCCTTAAACCTAAGTATAGTCTGACTATACTTAGTTTTAATGGTCGGGGGCCCCTAGCCCCAACTTGGGGCTAGGGGCCCCCGAGGAAAAACCAAGGACAGGGCGGCCATCGAGCCCCTACGGTTTAAAACTAAGTATAGCTAGACCCCTTCGGTCTATACTTAGGTTTAAGCCGGAGCTCGGGGGCCACAGCCCATAGTATGGGCTGGGGCTCGGGGGCCCCCAGCCCATAGTATGGGCTGGGGCCCCCAACCCCCAACCCCCGACCGGAGCCGTAGGGAGCGAAGCGTAAGAGCCGGAGGGTAGGAGGGGAGAAAACATAGGAAGAGGGGAAGACCTTTCAGTCCCTGTCCAGGAAAAGGTCTTCCCTGCTTGCAGCAAGGAAGAACGGTTCTTCTAGGGGGTCTTCCTCACGGGGGGGGTAGGGAAAAGAAGCCCTGAAAAAAGAAAAAGGAAGAAAGAAGCTAGACAGCCCTACTAGCGTAAGAAAAACCCCTTGAAAGAAATAAGGTAAAGAAAAAGGGTAAGTGTGCTTTTACTAGACAACTCGCTAAGTACATAAAAAACTACGTTTTTTTTGTCCTTACTGAGAGGAGAAAATACTTTATGATATTTTTACTTGTTTCCCCTTAAAAATATCAAAAAAAAAGAGAAAACAAATAGTTTTAGCGTATTAAATTTCATTTCTCAAAACATTACTTAATAAAATAATTAATATTATGGAAAAAGGTATATGTTTTAAAAAATTAGAATTGTGTTTCTATAACTAAGCTTTTTATTTTACTTATGAGTCTTCTTATAAGTAAGTAAAATTGCTGTTATATTTTTAAAATAAAAAAGTCTGTTACCGGTTTTCTTGTGCTTCCTTGGTTTTTCGGCCCCTAGCCCCAAGTTGGGGCTAGGGGCCCCCGACCATTATAATTAACTATAACTAAGTTATAGTTAATTATAATGGTCGGGGGCCCCTAGCCCCAACTTGGGGCTAGGGGCCGAAAAACCAAGGAAAGCAACCGCTCGGGGTTCGATGGCTCGGGGGTTGGGGGTTGGGGGCCCCAGCCTATGGGCTGGGGCCCCCAACCCCCGACCACCCCTTCTGCTGGCCATCGAACCCCCGAGCGGTTGCTCCGCACCGAGCGGTTCTTGCACCCTCAGCAACCGGCTGCTCAAAGAGCAGCCGGCGCATGTTACTAAAAAGAATAAGAGAGCAGCAACGTGCTGGTAAAAAGGACGAGCTGGTCTTCTTTTCTTTTTTAGGCTCTTCCCTAGGCATCCCTTCCTGCAGCTCTGTGTAGCAGTCCTCCTAGTAGAAGCAGGGAGCAGCAGAAGAACTTTCAGTGGCTCTTATTCCCTTCCCTTTAGGTCTTATAAATTAATAAAAGACCCCTCCAGGCCTACTCGGCAGCAGGGCGTTACTTACTACCTTACTTACCTACTTACTTACTTATAAGTGTGTCCCAAACAAAGGAGCAAGGGAAAGGCTCCCCTTTCTTACTTACTTATAAGACCTATAACGTAGTTATAGGTCTTATAAGTAAGTAAGGGGGTGCCTTTCCATTGCTCTAGAAGTTCGGATTCTAATTAAGTATACCTAATGAAAAGGATAATACGAAAATTTCTAGCCGCTGAGGCATCGGGGAAACTGGCTGCAGGGTCACGGTGCTTTGTAGGCATCGGGAAAAGAAGACCCGGAGTCCAGAGATTCCTGCAGGCCTTCTGCTGAAATCTTATAAGTAAGTGGCTGAAACCCCTCTCCCTAGGAGCATAAGCAAAGAGCCCTTATGCGGTCTGTCAATATTTGTTTCCCCCTTTGAACGAGCTGGGCCTTTCCTTGGTTTTCTCCTACCCTTCGGTTCCTTTTCCCATTCTAAATAAGTTTAGCTAGACCCCTTCGGTCTAAACTTATTTAGAATGGGAAAAGGAACCGAAGGGTAGGAGAAAACCAAGGAAAGGCTCGGGGGCTCGGGGGCCCCTGCCCCAAGTTGGGGCAGGGGCTCGTTGGCCGCCCCCGGCCAACGAGGGGGCCCCCCAACCCCAGCCCATAGTATGGGCTGGGGGCCCCCAACCCCCGAGCCATCGAGGGGAAGAGAATCGAACCTTTCAGTGGGGAAGAAGACAGGGGTTCTTGTAAAAAAGGTAAACAAATATTGGCAAAAGAGGAAACGTGCAGTAACAACTATTTAAAAACCTATTATAAGAAAAAAATTTAATACACTCTTTTTATTCTAAAATAAAAATTAAAAATTATGGCAATGCGCACACCAGAAGAATTAAGTAATTTAATTAAAGAATTAATTGAACAATATACACCTGAAGTAAAAATGGTTGATTTTGGTATTGTATTCCAAGTAGGTGACGGTATTGCACGTATTTACGGATTAGAACGTGTAATGTCTGGTGAATTATTAGAATTTGAAGATGGTACTTTAGGTATTGCTTTAAATTTAGAAGCAAATAACGTTGGCGCCGTATTGTTAGGTGATGGTTTAAAAATCACAGAAGGTAGTCGTGTTCGTTGTACAGGTCGTATTGCTGAAATTCCAGTTGGTGATGCTTATTTAGGTCGTGTTGTTAACGCTTTAGCGAAACCAGTTGACGGTAAAGGTACAATTAACACAACGAATACACGTGCCATTGAATCAATGGCACCTGGTATTGTTTCACGTCGCTCGGTTTATGAACCATTACAAACAGGTTTAGTGGCAGTAGACGCTATGATTCCAGTAGGCCGTGGTCAAATGTTGGCCCTTTAAAATATTAATAGAGGTTATGAGAGAACCTTAATTATTAAGTTTTAACGCAGGAAACTATATGCTGGAATCGAGAGTTTAAAAAGGTCGTACATGAATATAAGAGGCACGTTGGTTTTGCAAAAAAAAACCTAATATTATTAAATTGATCAAAAATTTACTAAAAATATTTAATCTGATGTGTCCCATTCATTGTAAAAATCGAACCTTCTATTGAGAAATCAGCCGGAAACCAAAAGTTATAAATTTAAAAGGTTATTATTAAAACGCTTTGCTTTGCTATAAAGCAAAGCAAGCATAAATAATAAGAACGTTTATTACATATACTAAAACTTATAGGTAAATAAATTTTACAAACTTAGTAGGATCCTCAGAGACTCTACGTTTCCTAACAAAATAAAATATCTCAAAAAGATCAATTCTTACAATTTTTTACAATTTTAATAAAATTCTTTTTTTTCTTTTCCTTACTTACTTACTTACTTACTTACTTACTTACTTACTTACTTACTTACTTACTTACTTACTTACTTACTTACTTACTTATATGTGTTGTTTAAATTTAGTGAGCAGAAACGCATTTGTCATAGTAAATATAAAAATATGAACATAAAATTAAAAAAATATTCAAATAAATATCAAGAAAAATGGAATCAATGGTTTGCTGGTGTAACAGATGGTGATGGTTATTTTTATATAAATACCAAGGAAAAAAGTATAAGTTATGAAATTACCACACATGTGTCTGACGCTCGTGTTGTTTACGATATTAAAAATAAACTTAAAGGTGGCACAGTTCGATTACGAAGTGGTTCGAAAAGCATTCGATATCGTGTGAAAGCAAAAAACATAATAATAGATATTATTAATATATTAAATGGTAAATTATATAATCAAGTACGTCTTGCACAATTTGAAGAATGTTGTAGATTATTAAACATTCTTCCTTTTTCAACCCCATTTAATGTAGAAAAAAACAATAGTTATCTTTCAGGGCTCATTGATTCAGACGGGAGTTTTGCAATTTCTGTAGCTAAATCAAGTGCTGAAGATTCACAAATAAGTGGAGTAGAAGGTAGAACAATTCGATTAATTAATGCCAAAGGGTATAATCAAATATCTTTAAAAATAACTAGTGTTGATGCCACTTATCTTTATATGATTCAACGATCTTATGGCTTAGGAATTGTTTATGTAGAAAAAGCGAACTTATTTAAAAAACGTCCCCTTGCAAAATATCATTGGATTATTAAATCTTATGAGGCTTTTTTACGTCTTTATGATTATTGTAAAAAAAATCCTTTAAAAAGTGTTAAAATGCATCGTATGCGTTTAGTTCTACTTTATTTTAAATATAAACAACTTGGCTACCATTTAAAACCTGTGGATACATTGGAATTTAAAATTTGGGTAAAATTTTGTAAATCGTGGTTTAAATACGCTTATTAAGAAGCGACAGCAAAGCAAAGTGTATGGATGAAAAAAAGAAAAGAAGTCACGTCATTCATATATTGAAAACGTTTAAAAAAGAAAGTTTTATATTATTATAAAATAATATAAAATATATTTTATTATATATTACAGTTATATCTAGAATTTCAACATTCTTATTATATCTGATAGCGGTTATAATAAGAACTATGATTATAAGTATTTGTCAGAACCCCAAATGTAGTATGAAAATATATGGAACGCAAATGCGATACAGATAATAACGTTTTTATTTTATGTAAAAAAAAAGAATAATCAATACTTATGTTTTTATTTTGTTAAAGATAGAGTCCGCACTTAATTCACTTAGCTTTCTTGTTTGTTTTTTTTGTGTTTTTACACAACACGTTTGAATTAAGTTACGCAACGCGAACTAATTATTGGCGACCGTCAAACAGGAAAAACAGCCATTGCAGTTGATACAATTTTAAATCAAAAAGGTAAAGGTGTAATTTGTGTTTATGTAGCTATTGGACAAAAAGCATCATCAGTAGCTCAAGTTTTAAATACTTTAAAAGAACGAGGTGCTTTAGATTACACAATTATCGTAATGGCAAATGCCAATGAACCTGCTACTTTACAATATTTAGCACCTTATACAGGAGCTACTTTAGCTGAATATTTTATGTATACTGGTCGTGCTACTTTAACAATTTATGATGACTTATCAAAACAAGCACAAGCATATCGGGAAATGTCATTATTATTACGTCGTCCACCAGGACGTGAAGCTTATCCAGGCGATGTATTTTATTTACACTCTCGTTTATTAGAACGTGCTGCTAAATTAAGTACAGCATTAGGTGAAGGTAGTATGACAGCATTACCAATTGTTGAAACACAAGAAGGTGACGTTTCTGCTTATATTCCAACAAACGTTATTTCAATTACAGATGGTCAAATTTTCTTAGCAGCTGGTTTATTTAACTCTGGTTTACGTCCAGCTATTAATGTAGGTATTTCAGTATCACGTGTAGGTTCAGCAGCACAACCCAAAGCTATGAAACAAGTAGCTGGTAAATTAAAATTAGAATTAGCACAGTTTGCTGAATTAGAAGCTTTTTCACAATTTGCTTCAGATCTTGATCAAGCAAGTACGAGCGTACAGTTCTCATCTGAGGGGGTTTATTCCCTCCCGACGTACCGCCGTCGTGCCTAGTTATGGGGGTTTACTAGGACAAAATCCAGTAAGCTGAAAGTACTCATAACATAGTAAATCCCAAGAAAGTATTACACCTACTTGGTATAATACAAATATAACCGTAAAACCTATTTGGTTTACCTTAAAACGAGCAGCGAAAGCGAATCTTCATTCACGCATCCTCAAAAGAAACTGGGTCAAGAACCCAGGAGTTTAATTACCAGAGTAATAACTGGTCTGTCGACATTGCCTTTGGGTTATAGAACGTATCATTTAAAATAATAACCCAACACATATTCGACTATATTCAAGTTAGGCTTTGCTTCCGAAACTTAGCGGGGAAGAAAACGGGTGTCGAGAAGGGCTCTAAAGGATTACTAACAGATTAAATAAAAGAGAATAAAGACGCGAAACCTACACCTACAGAAAATCGTCTGAACTCCGGTTCTACGCATCCAAGGTTGGGGAGCGACGTCCGTCACGTAGCGAATGTCGGGGGGAACGCCCCGGATATGACATGAAATATGGTCAACTCGAAAGAGTGCTCACAGTCGGAAGCCCAGGCCTCTTAAGGCTGAATGTTCCGCCTCGAAACTTCCTGATTGGTTTGACAAAAAGATATTGACATAAAGTTAAAACATGATATATTATCTATTGGTTGTTATAATTATTAAATCTATAAAGGAAATTTCTATGCCAAAAACAAAAAACGTACTTAATCTATCTTCTGGATCTGACATAGACAAAATGTCTGTGCCAGGTATCAACATAAAGGAACTTTTAGAATTTGAAGATATCCTACCGGAAATTCGAAAAAATCTAGCTATCATCATGTTACCAATTGTTGCCATTGCCCAAATTAGACTATCGTTATCCCAAATGCGACCCGGTGTGGTCCAGGGTTTGCCAAGTGTTAACTTATATTATCGTACCTTATTAGCTAAATCCAAACCGCTTCTATACGTAACTAGCGCAGTAGCCATACGCCGTACTGCTATTGCCTACACAAACGACGATACTTCAGACGGACTTGTTAGAGATCACTTTGATCTTTACGACTACCCAGCTGGCCCAATTATCACTCGTGGGGGAGTAACATCGGCTCTTGGTGATCCAGCCAAATTACGTGCCTTTCGTAGAGGCTTAATGGCAAAAGCCACAGGAGAAATTCAATCCGTACCTTTGCATTACCCACGCCGGATCGCTCGGGACGTTGAACGTATCTCTAGTGTTGACTTTTTAAACAGACTTCCTTTTGAAACAAAAGACATTGATATCTCGTTTGTTTACGAAACCGTTAATAAATTAATCAGTCCTTCGGGCGATATTATTGAATGTGTGGAACAACCCACTGTCCCTCCGGACACAGCTCTTATCGAGAAACCGTTATTACTAATTCGTAAGGGTCCTACCCTGCCCGATCTTAGTTCTTTACCGACAGAGACTAGCAAATTACCCGGATGGAAACGTGCAGCTATTCTTCAAGCAAAAAATATGGGAGGTAACTTATAGGTGAAAAACAAAGAAAATCAAAAACAAACACCATCAAAAGAAGAAATAAACAAAAATTCGATCTAGGATTAGATATGAAATTAGCTTATTCATGGATTAGCAACAAACAGGAAGAAATAGCGCGTGCAAAAAGCGATGGGGATTTGAAGAGAGCCGAAGAATTAGGCGAAGAACTCGTTCATTCTAATTTTGCGCAGACAGTCGCAGTTCAGACCGTAGCCAACAATGTTGGGTCCCGTAGCCCCGGCTTATCAAAGGAAAGTTTTAAAACAAACTACCAAAATATGGTTTTTAAGCTTAATGACATTGTTACCGATCCCAAGAGTTACTCCAGCAGCGAAGCAGCCCCTTTGGGTCGTATATATATCAAAAAGAAAGATGGTATACTTAGACCAATTAGTATACCTTCGTACACCGACAGATGTTTACAAGCTCTTTATAAGATGGCCGTGGAACCGTTTTACGAAGAAATGGCGGATATCTCTCTTTACGGCTTTCGTCCCATCAGAGGAGTCTCTTGGGCGGTTGGTCGAACACTAAACGCCATTAAGAATCCGTGGGCCAAATATAGCTTTGTAGTGGAGGTCGATATTATGGGCTGTTTCGACAACATCGATCACGACTTTATTAGACAGATTACACCCGTAATCCCTAGGCATATACTGGATGAATGGTTAAACTGTGGCTACATAGAGCGCGAAGGTGACAAGGTACTTCCTACCGAGGCGGGAGTCCCAAAAGGTGGAATACTAAGCCCCCTCTTAGCCAATCTAGCTCTGGACGGTCTTGAAACACATATACGAGAACGCATCAAACAGGCCAAAACGGGAAGCAAAGGTTCAGGTTTTTGCAGGTACGCCGATGACATGGTAATCTTTGTCACAACCTACAAGAATGCCGTCGTAGCTCTCGAAGCCGTAAAGGAACTCTTAATTATACGTGGCCTCCAAGTAAAAGAAGCGAAAACGAGCATTATTAACATTCACGATTCTTCTTTTGACTTTGTTGGTTTTACCTTTTCTCTTGTATTTCGTCACAACATGAAACGGAAAGTAGCTAGAATTAGTATTCCAAAACTAGCCATTCGCAAATTTCGTGACAAAATCAATTTAGTTTTTAAAAGCAACAAAGCTGTATCTACGAAAATACGTGAAGCTAACAGTGTTATTAGAGGTTGGGCGAACGCATATAAGATTGCTCATGACAGTCATCTCATTTTTAACAGTTTAAGATATTGGATCTGGAAACAATATTTTACTATGTGTTTTCGAAAGTTGTCGAACTCCAACCCAAAAGCTAATAAGACCCGAATCAGTAAAATGGTTTGGACCTCATTCTTCACTAAGCTTAGCAACGGCGTATGGCCCGCTACTAAAGACAAAAACGACAATCTCATTACCTTAGTAAACATATCTTCAATTGAATTTCCCCGCCCAATACTCACCAACAAGGCATAAAATGCTTATATTACTGAAGATAGGGAACGAACCCGCCTAGACCGAATTAGTTTGCTTAGTAAAACACGTTTTAACAATAAGATTATAGATCGTTGGAACGGCTGCTGTGGTCTTAACTTAATATGTCGAAAACGATTAGACATTAACCCTATTCCATACGAATTACACCCTATTTGTCCTAAACGATTCGGTGGCTTTCCTCCGCTTCCCCCTCGTAGGCCTGCTTGGAAGAAGGGCGGTCGGGGGGGCTCTTCCTTGGTTTTTCCTCGGGGGCCCCTAGCCCCAAGTTGGGGCTAGGGGCCCCCAACCCTTAAAACTAAGTATAGTCTGACTATACTTAGTTTTAAGGGTTGGGGGCCCCTAGCCCCAACTTGGGGCTAGGGGCCCCCGAGGAAAAACCAAGGAAGAGCCCCCCGAGCCTACGAGGGGGAAGCGGTTCTTGCAGAAGACCGAAGTTTTCCTATTCTAATTAACTATACTTAGGTATAGTTAATTAGAATAGGAAAACGGAGCACCTCGCCCCAAACAATCTCGTACCTTTATGCAAGGCACCCTGCCATAAGATGCAACGGCCATAAAACAAGGAACGTTCACGACATTCGTAAATTTTCTCTTTTAGGAATTCTCTTCATACCAATATCTAAATTCAGACCCATCGCCGAGTAGCTATTAATAGAACAGGGAGGAGCCGTATGAGCTGAAAGGTTCACGTACGGTTCTGAGACAGGGTAATCGTTATAGATTGCTAATTGCACCTATTCAATCCAACAGTTTTACTCTAGTCTAGCTCAAAACCAATTAGCACGTGGTGCACGTTTACGTGAAGTTTTAAAACAAGCACAATCATCACCTTTATCGTTAGAAGAACAAATTGCTAGTATTTATGCTGGTACTAGTGGCTCACTTGATAAACTTGATGTAACGCAAGTACGTCCTTTTTTAGTCGGATTACGTTCATATATTGCAACATCACAGCCTAAATTTAATGAAATTTTACAAAATACACAAACTTTCACTTTAGAAGCTGAATCTCTTTTAAAAACAGCAATTAGTGAATTTTTAGAAGAATTTAAAAATCAAAAATAATTTTTCTTTTCTTTTAATCCTTTTTTCATTTATCTACTCTTCACCTTTTTCCCTATCTATTTTATATGCCCAGTGCTTATTTCTCTTTTGTTCTATACTGTTTATAGTCCTCCTGCCTTTCAAAATGGGTCTTGAAATATCTAAGAAAGGGTTCTTTTTTAGTTTGGTCCTATATGCCGAGGTAGCAGCTTTAAGGTGTTCTCCTCCTTCTCTTCTGCGCAGAAGGGGCTGTTTCCAGCCACCAGCAGCCGGGCTCCTTCTTTCCTGCCCCTCGTAGGCTCGGGGGCTCGGGGGCCCCCAGCCCATAGTTGGGGCAGGGGCCCCAACCCCAGCCCATAGTATGGGCTGGGGTTGGGGGCCCCTGCCCCAACTATGGGCAGGGGCCCCCGAGCCCCCGACCACCCCTATATGGCCTCCTTCTTTCCTTGTTTTTCTCCGCCCCTCCGGTTTAAAACTAAGTATAGCTAGACCCCTTCGGTCTATACTTAGGTTTAAGGGTTAAAAACAAGTGGCGGCCATCGAGTCCCGGCCAACGAGGGGCCCTTCCCTCTACCCCTCCGGTCCCTCCGGCTCCGGCTTGTTTTTCTCCACCCCCGGGCTTACTTCGGGTTCGATGGCCACCCCCTCGTTGGCCGGGGGCGGCCAACGAGCCCCCTCTTCCTATGTTTTTCCCATTATAATTAACTATAACAAAGTTATAGTTAATTATAATGGGAAAAACATAGGAAGAGGGGCGGGCGGCCATATAGCCCCTTCGGTTTAAAAATAAGTTTAGACCGAAGGGGTCTAGCTAAACTTATTTATAATGGGAAAAACCTACAGAGAGCCCCTTTAAGCCTTTCCCCTCTTCCTATGTTTTTCCCATTATAATTAACTATAACAAAGTTATAGTTAATTATAATGGGAAAAACATAGGAAAGGCCGGGGTGGCCATCGAACCCTAGGTTTTTCCCATTATAAATAAGTTTAGCTAGACCCCTTCGGTCTAAACTTATTTTTAATGGGAAAAACCTAGGAAGAGGGGGGCTCTTCCTTGGGCTCGTAGGCCGCCCTTCTGCGGTCGGGGGCCCCAGCCCATAGTATGGGCTGGGGCCCCCGAGCCCCAGCCCATACTATGGGCTGGGGCCCCCGAGCCTTTCCTTGGTTTTTCCCGTTATAATTAACTATAACAAAGTTATAGTTAATTATAACGGGAAAAACCAAGGAAGAGGGGAAAGATCCATTTAAATGAACTATAACTTTGTTATAGTTCATTTAAATGGATCTTTCCAAGCCGGACCGAACCGAAGGGTAGCCGGAGCCGTAGGGACCGGAGGGAAAGAGGGAAGGCCGGAGGGAAGAAGGAAAAGCCGCCCCTTCTTCCTATGTTTTTCCCATTATAATTAATTATAACTAAGTTATAATTAATTATAATGGGAAAAACATAGGAGAGGCCCCTCGTTGGCCCCTCGATGGCCGGGGTGGCCATCGAACCCGGGGCTCGATGGCCGCCCCCGGCCATCGAGGGGGTGGCCTTCGAACCCAGGGGGCTCGATGGCCCCTATATGGCCGGGGTGGCCATCGAACCCGCCCTGTCCTTGTTTTTCTCCCCTCCCTTCCTTCTTCCCTCCGGCCTTCCCTCTTTCCCTCCGGTCCCTACGGCTCCGGCTACCCTCCGGTCCGGTCCGGCCTTCTACCCTCCGGCTACCCTCCGGTCCGGTCCGGCTCTTACGCTCTGCTACCCTTCGGTCCCTACGGCTCCGGTCGGGGGCCCCAGCCCATACTATGGGCTGGGGCTCGGGGGCCCCAGCCCATAGTATGGGATGGGGCCCCCGAGCTCCGGCTTAAACCTAAGTATAGACCGAAGGGGTCTAGCTATACTTAGTTTTAAACCGGAGGGGCTATATGGCCGCCACCCAGCCATATAGGGGCGGAGAAAAACAAGGAAAGAAGGAGGTCGGGGGCCCCAGCCCCAACTATGGGCTGGGGCCCCCGAGCCTCCTTCTTTCCTTGGTTTTTCCCCTTAAACCTAAGTATAGCTAGACCCCTTCGGTCTATACTTAGGTTTAAGGGGAAAAACAAGGACAGGGCTCGATGGCCGCCCGCCGGAGGAGGCCATAGAGGGGGTGGCCATCGACCCCCGTACTACGAGGGGAAGGGAAAAACCAAGGAAAGAAGAACCGCTGCGCCTTAAAAAGGAGAAGGAGGAGAACACCTTAAAGCTGCTTCTTAATAAGAGTGGGCTAGGGGCACGAGTAAGCGCCAACCGACAGACAAGGGGCTGCTTAGTTATTCATTTTCCCTATGTAATAAAATGAAGACATCGGTTACTAGACCTAATAGGGGATGCTTCTGTTAGCACCGTAGTTGCGTAAGAGAAAAAGTCACGTACAATTATTTGACGGATTAGGAAAACAACAATGATTCTTTTTTGAATGCTTTTTTATTTGAAAAGAATGTTTTTTTTTACTTTGTATATATAAAGTCTTTTATAAAAATAAAAACACGTTTTTATGTTAACACTAAAAATTTTTGTTTACACTGTAGTTACTTTTTTTGTAGGTTTATTTATTTTTGGCTTCTTATCAAATGACCCTGCTCGTAATCCGGGTAAAGGTATAGAATAATATTCTTTAAAATGTCTTACTTACTTACTTACTTACTTACTTACTTACTTACTTACTTACTTACTTACTTACTTACTTATAAGACAACGTAATTTTTTAAAGTATGGGGTTTTTTTCAATACTTTAAAAATTTACGTTGTCTTATAAGTAAGTAAGTAAGTAAGTAAGTAAGTAAGTAAGTTAAGTAAGATATTTTTCGAGGAAACTTGTTGTTTCTTATTTCCATAACTTGCCTTTTATACAGTTACCCTCCTTCCTATTGAGGAACTTTTCTTGTTAGTAAAAATTTAGTAGGTAGACGTTCCTGTAATTTTGTTCAAAAAAGCATAAAAAGGTTATTTTATAACCGATAATTCTATACGAGGCCTCTTTTTACTGCCCGTAAATAAGAACAGCCTTCTAAAATTTTTTTACGAAGTTTACTACGGTTTCTTTTGTTATAACTACGTTCAACGAGGAAATCTAATTTGTATAAAAGAGCTAAGAGACCTAATTTGTAGTAGTTGTATGCGGTTCCTACCTTCCCGTCTTAGGACATTTTTACGTAGGAGTTCTACAGCGGTTTAAGGCGTAGCAGCCGTTTTCGCAGCCTAAATAGGTTGAGGGTCTAAAACGCCCTTCTTTTCTGTTTTCCTTTTCTCCATAGAGAATAAGGAATAAAAGTAATAAAAATTTGTTTCATAGCCGAAGAGCAGGCGGTCTTCCTTTTCCCGATGGAAACCTGTCTTCCAGGGGCTCTTATTCTTATTTAGGTCTTACTTATAAGATGGGCCTCTCTAGGCTCCGGGTTCGCCCTATAGGCTCCCTCTTTCCCCTTTTAAAGGCTCTCCTTCGATGGCCACCCCCTCGATGGCCGGGGGCGGCCATCGAGCCCCGGCTGCTTCAGCGAGGGGCTCGGGGGCCCCAGCCCCAAGGCTGGGGCTCGGGGGCCCCCAGCCCCAAGTATGGGCTGGGGGCCCCCAACCCCCGACCAGCGAGGGGCCATAAAGGGGAAGAACCCTCCATTTTTACCATTATAAGTATGTTTAGACCGAAGGGGTCTAGCTAAACTTATTTATAATAGGAAAAATGGAGGAACCTTTTGCTTTGGGACTCTAAAACTAAGCTTTTTTTACTTAAAAGTGTTCTCGGCACTGAAAGGCGGGTTCGTTCTGCTGGTCTCCTTCGGGGCTGGGGGAGCGCTGCTTCGCTCCAACAGTAAGAAGACGCCCCCGCTGCTGCCGTAGGCTTTACCGAAGGGAAAGAGAGAAGGGCGGTCGGGGGTTGGGGGCCCCCAGCCCATACTTGGGGCTGGGGGTCGGGGGTCGGGGGCCCCTAGCCCCAACTTGGGGCAGGGGCCCCCAAGCCCGTTCTTGGTTTTTCCCCTTAAACCTAAGTATAGTCTGACTATACTTAGATTTAAGGGGAAAAACCAAGGAAAGCCCCAACTTGGGGCAGGGGCCCCCAAGCCCGTCCTTGTTTTTTCGGCCCCTAGCCCCAAGTTGGGGCTAGGGGCCCCAACCCTTAAAACTAAGTATAGTCAGACTATACTTAGTTTTAAGGGTTGGGGGCCCCTAGCCCCAACTTGGGGCTAGGGGCCGAAAAAACAAGGAAGAGCCCCAGCCCATACTATGGGCTGGGGCCCCCGAGCCTACTCTCCCGCCTTTATAAGTAAAAATTCTGGTCTCCCTTCCCTTCGGTCTTCCCTAAAGCTTATAGTAGGAGCATGGCCTTTAAAGTGGAGCAATGGGGAGAGGGAAACCGCTCCACCCTCTTATAAGTAAGTAAAAGCCGGTCTAGAGGCTGCAGGAATCGCTGCGCGCCGGTTCCCTACGGTGCTCTGAAACGAAAAGGGAGAAGAGGGAGCCCAGTTTATAGAAGTTCTTAACTTAATTAGAGAGGTCCCATTATAACTAATTATATTCAAATTCTAATTCGTTAACATTGGGCGGTCCGTCCTCCGCTTTCCCCTCTTCCTATGTTTTCCTCTTACGCTTCGCTCCCTCCGTCTTAAACCTAAGTTTAGACCGAAGGGGTCTAAACTTAGGTTTAAGACGGAGGGAGCGAAGCGTAAGAGGAAAACATAGGAAGAGGGGAAAGCGGAGGAAAGCAGAAGAACCAGCCGGTTCCCTTTTCGGCAGATCCTTTAAAAGAGAAGGCGGTTTCCGATTCTTCTGCTGCAGCCCTATACATGAAAATAAGTTTATTGTAGGGGGTTCTTCTGCAGCAGAAGAATCGCTGCTCCTTCGGAGAGCAGGAATCGCCGCTCCCTTTTCGTAGCAGCACCTTTAAGGAAGAACGCGCGATTCTTCTGCTCCCTATACAACAACTAAAGTTCCTTAAAAGTAAATTTGTTTATTGTAGGGGGCCTAATAGGTTTGGAACACCCATTATAATTAACTATTTATGGGCTCTTATTTGTTTGTTTATAAGTTTTTTTTGTTTTTTTTTCTTTGCTTATAGGAGGCCCTTTATGCAAGAACGAGGTGCTCCTTAAATGGGTCGGGGGCCCCCAGCCCATACTTGGGGCTGGGGTTGGGGGCCCCTGCCCCAACTTGGGGCAGGGGCCCGTCCTTGGTTTTTCTCGGGGGCCCCTAGCCCCAACTTGGGGCTAGGGGCCCCCGAGAAAAACCAAGGAAAAGCCCGTTCTTGGTTTTTCCCCTTAAAACTAAGTATAGCTAGACCCCTTCGGTCTATACTTAGTTTTAAGGGGAAAAACCAAGGAAGAGCCCACTCTTGTTTGCTTTGCTTCTAGTAGGTTCTTCGTACCGGTGCTTAGAGGGGGGGGCTGCTTTGTTGCCCCTCTCTTTTTAAGTTTCCTTTTGTTTCTCTTTCTCTTTTAACGGCGGTTCCTTTTCCGGGTTTCTTTCCCTGTAATCTTCGGGTAACTGCTTCGCTGCCCCGCCGAAGGAGAAAAAAGAGAACCCCAGCTTCTTATAGGGCCCACTCTTGTTTGTTTGTTAAGAGTAGCAATTCGCGAGTTTAAACCTCGTAGGCTTTCGTTCTTTTGCACCTTTCAGTCTTAAAGGGCTTCGCTCTTTCCCTTCGGTATAAGAGCCCGCATCCCCTATGTCGAAGAACGCCAGCTTCTTACTTATAAGAAGGGGGCATACTCTTATCTTATTTGTTTGCTTAATAAGAGTAGTCCCCCGCAGAAGGGGTGCTTTAAAGAAGAAGGCAGGATTCGAGGAAAACCTCTTATTTGGTTGTTTGGTTGTTTGTACATCGGTTTGTTAAGAGTAGGATGGGCGCCGTAGGAGCCGAAACCGGCTTACTTACTTATAAGAGGGGGCCCACTCTTATCTTATCTTATTAAGAGTAGCAATACGCGCCTTACTTCTAAGAGGTCGTTCGTAAACTTTACTTTTTAAAGGCCGGAAGGAATAACCCGCCCTCCGAAAAGGAGGAAGAAACGCCCGTAGGCTTAATGGGCCTACTTAGCGAAGCGTTTCCTTGGTTTTTCCATTTAAAATTAACTATAACCTGGTTATAGTTAATTTTAAATGGAAAAACCAAGGACGGCCCACTACCCTTCGGTTAGCGAAGCGTACTGGCTTAGCGAAGCGTACTGGCCCACTACCCTTCGGTTACTTAGCGTAGCGGACTGGCTTACTTACTTATAAGTCCCCCAGCTTCTTAAAGGCGGTTCTTGCAACCGGTTGCTCCGTCCTCCATTTTTCCCATTATAACTAATGGCAAACTAGTTTGCCCTCCGGTTCGGTTATAATTTTAGTCAGACCTACTAAAATTAGAACCGAACCTAATTATTTTAGTTACTTTTTCCTACGCAGAAGGGCCCACTTAATAGAAATTTCGTAAAAATAAAAGCCTACAGACGGCTTTCGCCTCTTCCTATGTTTTCCCTCCCCTCTTACGCTCTGCTACCCTTCGGTCCCTACGGCTCCGGCTCTTCCTCTTACGCTTCGCTCCCTCCGGTCCGGTCCCTACGGCTCCGGCCCTCTTACCCTTCGGCTCCTTCCCTCCGGTCCGGCTCTTTCCCTCCGGTCCCTACGGCTCCGGCTCTCTCTTTTCGCCCTCTCGCTTTCTGCTACCCTTCGGTCCCTCCGGGACGGCTACGGCTCCGGCTTAAAATTTTAGACCGAAGGGGTCTAGCTAAAATTTTAAACCGAAGGGGCTCTACCCCTCTTCCTATGTTTTTCCCCTTATACTTAACTATAACATTGTTATAGTTAATTATAAGGGGAAAAACATAGGAAGAGGGGGCTCGTTGGCCGCCCCCGGCCAACGAGGGGGTGGCCATCGACCCCTTGGTTTTTCCTCGGGGGCCCCTAGCCCCAAGTTGGGGCTAGGGGCCCCCGACCATTAAAATGAACTCTAACAAAGTTATAGTTCATTTTAATGGGAAAAACCTAGCCGGACCGGACCGAAGCCGTAGCCGTAGGGAACGAAGTGGTAGAGCCGGAGCCGGACCGGACCGAACCGAAGGGTAGGAGAGCCGGAGCCGGAGGGAACGAAGTGGTAGAGGGAAGGCCGGAGGGTAGAACGCCGTAGGGGAGAGGGTAGGAGCCGTAGGGGAGGGGAGAGCCGGACCGGACCGGAGGGAAGCCGGAGCCGTACCGAAGCCGGAGGGAACGAAGTGGTAGAGGGGAGACGAAGTGGTAGAGGGAAGGCCGGAGCCGTAGGGAGCGCAGCGTAAGAGGGAAGGCCGGACCGGAAAGAAGCCGGACCGGAGGGAACGAAGTGGTAGAGGAGCCGGAGGGTAGAAGGAAGGAAGGGCCTCCCTTCTTCCGGGTTCGATGGCCACCCCGGCCATATAGGGGCCCGGGGGTGGAGAAAACATAGCCGGACCTTACCGAACCGGAGGGTAGCCGGAGCCGTAGGGACCGAAGGGTAGCAGAAAGAGAGAGCCGGAGGGAACGAAGTGGTAGAGGGGAAGGGAGAGCCAGAGCCGTAGCCGTTGGGCTCGTAGGCCGCCCTTCTGCGGTCGGGGGCCCCAGCCCATACTTGGGGCTGGGGCCCCCGAGCCTACGAGGGGAGAGGACCTAGGCCGGAGGGTCGGTAGTAGGGAAGGAAGGGCCATCGAGCCTGCTTCTACGAGGGGAAGAGCCCCCGGCTGCTTCGGAAGAAGGGCGGCCCTTATTCCCTCCGGCTATGTTTTCTCCACCCCCTATATGGCCGGAAGAAGGGCGGCCATATAGCCCCTTCTTTTTAAAAATTAGTTTAGCTAGACCCCTTCGGTCTAAACTAATTTTTAAAAAGAAGGGGCTATATGGCCGCCCTTCTTCCGGCCATATAGGGGGTGGAGAAAACCAAGGGTTCTTCCTATGTTTTCTCCTACCCTCCGGTTTATAATTAACTATAACAAAGTTATAGTTAATTATAAACCGGAGGGTAGGAGAAAACATAGGAAAGGCCACCCCCTCGATGGCCGCAGAAGGGGTGGCCATCGAACCCTTCCTTGGTTTTTCCTCGGGGGCCCCTAGCCCCAAGTTGGGGCTAGGGGCCCCCGACCATTAAAATGAACTATAACTTAGTTATAGTTCATTTTAATGGTCGGGGGCCCCTAGCCCCAACTTGGGGCTAGGGGCCCCCGAGGAAAAACCAAGCCGGACCGAACCGAAGGGAAGGAGAGACGGACCGGAGGGAGCGAAGCGTAAGAGGAGAAGGAAGGGCCTCCTTCTTTCCTTGTTTTTTCCATTAAAACTAAGTATAGACCGAAGGGGTCTAGCTATACTTAGTTTTAATGGAAAAAACAAGGACAGGGCGGCCATCGAGCCCTTCTGCGGCCCTTCTCTCCCTCCCCTCTTACACTTCGTTCCCTACGGCTACGGCTCCGGTCCGGCTATGTTTTCTCCACCCCCTATATGGCCGGAAGAAGGGCGGCCATATAGCCCCTTCGGTTTATAATTAACTATAACTTTGTTATAGTTAATTATAAACCGGAGCTCGGGGGCCCCAGCCCCAAGTTGGGGCCCCCGACCGGAGCCGTAGGGACCGAAGGGTAGCAGAGCGTAAGAGCCGGAGCCGTAGGGAAGGAGGGAGGGGAGAAAACATAGGAAGAGGGGAAGAGCCCCGGCTTCTTCTACGAGGGGAAAGCGGTGCTCTGGACCTTTCAGTCTCGTAGGCCGCCCTTCTGCAGCCTACGAGGGGAAGAGGGGAAATTTCGAGTTTTTATGTTTTTAAGAGTAGGCTCGGGGGCCCCAGCCCATAGTATGGGCTGGTGCCCCCGACCGCCCTTCTACGAAGTTTCGTGTTCTTATGTTTTTTAGAGTAGGCCGGGTGGTTCCCCCTGCTGACTGCCGTTCGAGGAAGAAGGGGGGGGGGGGAAAGCTGCAGCAGAAGAATCGCTGCCGGTCAATAAAGGCCCTTCTTACTTAAAAGAAGGCCAACGGAAAAAAGGGGGGGGGGGTAGGGGCATGCTCCAAGGAAAAAAAGGAACCGCCTATTTAATTAAATATGTCTAAACAAAAAACATCCAATAATGGTTTTTCCTCTAAACAGGAAGTTGTATCGATTACTTATGAAGAAATTGGGTTATTTCCACGATCGTTTAGTCGTGTTTTAGATAGGTTTTTAAAACAAGTGTTTGCTGATGTTGAAAATTTAGTGATACAAGAATATAGATTTTATAGATATCTTTTTTTAACTACATTAAAATGTATACTCATTTTATTAATAGTACCCTTTTTTGTTAATTTTTTAGCAAAAACTTATGTAGTTAGACCTTTAACTGACTATTTTTGGAATTCTAAACAAACAGAAATTTTTTTAAATTCATATCAACAAAAACGTGCTTTTTCAGAATTAAAAGATTTTGAAGAAAAGTTATATTTTGAAATTTTAATTTATCCTAAGACAGCTTTTAATACAGAACAGCACTCTACAAAACCAATGTTAAAAGAAGAATCTTATTCGACGTCCAATACACAACGTGAAGCCTATAAAGAAAAAGGGGGCGGGCCTGCTTCCCAGAGAAATTTCCCTACTCTAAATACGGTTCATATAAATAATCTTATTTATAATAGGTCGGGGTCTCTAGGGCCGCCCGTTTTTCCTCTAGGACCGGGGGCTCGTACGCCCGGTTTTCCGAGTTCCCCGGGGTCTCTCGGGCCCCCCGTGTTTCCTCTAGGGCCGGTCTCTCTAGGGCCGCCCTTTTTTCCTCTTGCGGGGGCTCGTACGCCCGTTTTTCCTCTTGTTCCGGGGTCCCTAGAGACCCCGGCACAAGAGGAAAAACGGGCGTACGAGCCCCCGCAAGAGGAAAAAAGGGCGGCCCTAGAGAGACCGGCCCTAGAGGAAACACGGGGCAAATGGGCAAGAACGGGCAAAGAGGAAAAAAGGGCGGCATACACGGAAAGAAAGGGCAGAGAGGAAAACCGGGTGGCTTTGACACCAAAAACCTCAGCGAAACAACCGTTATTTAAGGGCACAAAGCGGGACGGAGACAGCGAAACGGCCCCTTTAAATAGTATAGGTGCAGGAGAGGAGAAAATGAACGTTTTAATAAAAAAATTAATACCTAATATAACAACAGAAAAAACAAATTTAACTACGTTTGCTGATGAAAAAACGGAAACATTAATAAATACTTATACTTATAAATCTTCTTTATTTGTATATCAAACTATAGAAGCGGATAAAAATATACAACAACGTTATCAAGAAAAAACAATTGAATTAGCACAACGTTATAATGATCAAAGCATTGAAGCTATTACAAACTTCTTTGCAGATTTAATAAGCTTACTTACGTTATTTTATTTATTATATGCTTTTGAAATTCAACTAAATATAACAAAATCTTTTTTATTAGAAGTTTTTTTTGGTTTAGATGATAGTAAAAAATCTTTACTAATTTTATTAGTAACGGATTTATTAGTAGGTTATCACTCTTCCAATTTATGGGAACTTTTTTTTTCTTTTTTATTTAATCATTATGGATTACCTGAAAGTCAAACAGGTATTTTTTTATTAGTAGCTACATTACCTGTTTTATTAGATGTTTTATTTAAATATTTAATTTTCCGTCATTTAAATCGTTCATCACCTGCTACGGTTGCTACATATCACGCAATGATTGAATAATGTGGTATATCAATCATGTAATAGAACGAAGATGTACTTATAATATTAATTCCTTCTTTTGCTTTTCTTCTTCTAAATAAAAAACCTACTAAATTTAGAATTCTAAAGCTTCTATATTATTTTCCTATAGGGTCTGGTTTAGGGGCTGAAAGGTCTTCCTTTCCTCGATGAAGAACCCGAAGACTTGTGGTCAGCGGTTCTTCCCCACTGAAAGGGTCGAGTCTCTCCTTGGTTTTTCCTCGGGGGCCCCTAGCCCCAAGTTGGGGCTAGGGGCCCCCGACCATTATAATTAACTATAACTTAGTTCTAGTTAATTATAATGGTCGGGGGCCCCTAGCCCCAACTTGGGGCTAGGGGCCCCCGAGGAAAAACCAAGGGTTCGATGGCTCGGGGGGGGCTCTTCCTTTCTCCTACCCTCCGGCTTAAAACTAAGTATAGACCGAAGGGGTCTAGCTATACTTAGTTTTAAGCCGGAGGGTAGGAGAAAACCAAGAACGGGCTTGGGGGCCCCTGCCCCAAGTTGGGGCTAGGGGCCCCCGACCCCAGCCCCAAGTATGGGCTGGGCCCCCCCCCGACCACCCCCTAGATGGCCTCCTTCGGCGGGCGGCCATCGAGCAAGAACCGGCCTCTCCTATGTTTTCTCCTACCCTCCGGCTTAAACCTAAGTTTAGCTAGACCCCTTCGGTCTAAACTTAGGTTTAAGCCGGAGGGTAGGAGAAAACATAGGAAGAGGGGAAAGCCTGTCCTTGTTTTTTCCCATTATAAATAAATTTAGTTAGACTAAACTTATTTTTAAACCGGAGGGGCTCGATAGCCGGCCCTCTTCTTCTGCTATGTTTTTCCCATTATAAATAATTATATTTAAATATAATTATTTTTGGGGCTCTTCCTTGGGTTCGATGGCCACCCCGGCCATCGAGGGGAAAGATCCTTTTTAATGAACTATAACAAAGTTATAGTTCATTAAAAAGGATCTTTCCCCTCGATGGCCGGGGTGGCCATCGAACCCAAGGAGAGGCTCTTCCTATGTTTTTCCCCTTAAAACTAAGTATAGCTAGACCCCTTCGGTCTATACTTAGTTTTAAGGGGAAAAACATAGGACGGGCTTGGGGGCCCCTGCCCCAAGTCTGGGCGGGGCCGCCTTCGGTCTAGGGGCCCCCGACCCCAGCCCATAGTATGGGCTGGGGCCCCCGACCGCCCTGTCCTTGTTTTTTCCCTTAAACCTAAGTATAGACCGAAGGGGTCTAGCTATACTTAGGTTTAAGGGAAAAAACAAGGAAAGAAGGAGGCCTACGAGGGGGCTCTTCCCCTCGATGGCCCCTCGATGGCCGGGGATCGATGGCCGCCCCCGGCCATCGAGGGGGGGGTGGCCTACGAAACCTTGGTTTTTCCCATTAAACTTAACTATAACTTTGTTATAGTTAATTATAATGGGAAAAACCAAGGTAGAGGGGTCCTCGCCCCTCTTAGGCCGGGGCGGTCGGGGGCCCCAGCCCATACTTGGGGCTGGGGCCCCCGAGCCTCTCCTTCGATGGCTCGGGGGCCCCAGCCCCAAGTATGGGCTGGGGCCCCCGACCACCCCGGCCATCGAGGAAGAGCCCGAAGGAGGAGAATTTATACCATTATAAATAAGTACAGTACCCTACGGTCTAACTAAACTTATTTAAAATGGTAAAAATTCCGTCCTTTTCTTCTGCCTTCCCCTCTTCCTATGTTTTCTCCCTCCCCTATACCACTACGTTCCCTACGGCTACGGCTCCGGCTCCGGCTTAAACCTAAGTTTAGCTAGACCCCTTCGGTCTAAACTTATGTTTAAGCCGGAGCCGGAGCCGTAGCCGTAGGGAACGTAGTGGTATAGGGGAGGGAGAAAACATAGCCGGAGGGAAGAAGGGCCGGGGTGGCCACCCTTGGTTTTCCTCCCTCCTTCCCTACGGCTCCGGTTACTTCGGTTCCTTTCTCCACCCCTTCTGCGGCCTCCTTCTTTCCTTGTTTTTTGGCCCCCTCGTTGGCCGGGGGCGGCCAACGAGCCCCTAGCCCCAAGTTGGGGCTTTCCTTGGTTTTTCCCCTTAAACCTAAGTATAGTCTGACTATACTTAGGTTTAAGGGGAAAAACCAAGGACGGGCCCCATTAAAACTAAGTATAGCTAGACCCCTTCGGTCTATACTTAGTTTTAATGGGGCCCGTCCTTGGTTTTTCCCCTTAAACCTAAGTATAGTCAGACTATACTTAGGTTTAAGGGGAAAAACCAAGGAAAGCCCCAACTTGGGGCTAGGGGCTCGTTGGCCGCCCCCGGCCAACGAGGGGGCCAAAAAACAAGGACAGGGCGGGTTCGATGGCCACCCCGGCCATATAGGGGCCATCGAGCCCCTTCGGTTTATAAATAAGTTTAGCTAGACCCCTTCGGTCTAAACTTATTTATAATGGGAAACCGGAGGGGTTCGTAGGCCACCCCCTCTTCCTTGGGCTCGTAGGCCGCCCTTCTGCGGCTCGGGGGCCCCAGCCCCAAGGCTGGGGCCCCGACCTACGAGGGAAAGATCCTTTTAAATGAACTATAACAAAGTTATAGTTCATTTAAAAGGATCTTTCCAAGGAGAGGCCTGCTTGCAGAAGGGGCGGTCGGGGGTTGGGGGCCCCAGCCCCAAGGCTGGGGCCCCCAACCCCCGAGCCCTTCTTCCCTACGGCTTGGGTTTTCCCCTTAAAACTAAGTAGAGTCAGACACTACTTAGTTTTAAGGGTTGGGGGCCCCTAGCCCCAACTTGGGGCTAGGGGTTGGGGGCCCCTGCCCCAACTTGGGGCTAGGGGCCCCCGAGCCCCCGAGGAAAAACCAAGGAAGAGCCTGCTTCTACGAGGGGAAAGCGGTGCTTGGACATAATTAACTATAACTTAGTTATAGTTAATTATAATGGTCGGGGGCCCCTAGCCCCAACTTGGGGCTAGGGGCCCCCGAGGAAAAACCAAGGAAAGCCAGCAGCCCTTATGCCGGTTTCCGAGGGTGCCCCTTTAAGGATAGAAGAAGGGTGTTTCAACTAAGCAGGCCTACTCTTAAAAACATAAGAGTGGGGCTCGGGGGCCCCAGCCCCAAGGCTGGGGCCCCCAACCCCCGACCCCTAGACTTACTTACTTATAAGTAAGCGGAGCCAGACTTGGGGCGAGGGGCCACTGAAAGCGGCACGCCCAGGCCTCCCGCCTTTTTATTAGAATAATTAACTTACTTACTTATAAGTTACTTATTAAAAGAAAAAGTTGTTCCCTTTGTTTCATAGCGGAAGAGCGGCTTTCCCCTCTTCCCCTCTTCCTATGTTTTTCCCCTTAAACCTAAGTTTAGCTAGACCCCTTCGGTCTAAACTTAGTTTTAAGGGGAAAAACATAGGAAGAGGGGAAGAGGGGAAAGCCGCTCTTCTTCCTATTAGGAAACTTACATAAGAGAGAGAGTTCCCCTTATAAGTTAGTTTAGTCTAACTAAACTAACTTATAAGGGGAAAAGATCGAGCAGCAGAAAGCCCTAGAGGCCAAAGCTCTTAAGTAAGTTTCGTATTATACTTAATATATAAATAATTATAATACGAAACATTTCCTATATTAATTAACATATAAGTTAATTAATATAGGAAACAAAGGAAAGTTTAAAGTTTCGTATTATAATTAACTATACTTTTAGTATAGTTAATTATAATACGAAACTTTAAAGCCTTTAACGCAACTACGTTGCTTAAAGGGGGAAAACCTACTGCTTATAAGTAAAGCTATTCTTAAATAAGAACTTTTTTAAAACCTGCACTTAATTAGAACGGTATTCTAAATAAGTTACATAAGTAACATAAAATTTGCTATAAAAGATTTTTATTTAAATGGTATAATGTAAATTAAAAAACTCTTATAATAGATAGATAAAAAAGGCTCTAAGGTGAGCCTTAAAAAAGTTACTTTTTTAATGTAAAAATGTATGAAGGAAATCTATTTATGGAAAATTTAGTAATGGTTTTAGCAAAACTACCTGAAGCTTACGCACCTTTTTCGCCCATTGTTGACGTTTTACCTATTATTCCTGTTCTATTTATATTATTAGCTTTTGTATGGCAAGCGTCTGTAAGTTTTAGATAATCAATAAAAATAAGAAGGTGACACTAACTACCTTCTTATTTTTATTGATTATCTTTTGTTTTTATATATTTTTTAAAAACACCGTGTATTAACAATCCCCCTTTCTTTTGGTCGGGAAACCGCTGTTCTTCTGGCAGAAGGGCCCACTCTTGCAACCGGTTGCAAGAGTGGGCCCTTCTGCCAGAAGAACAGCGGTTTCCCGTCTGCAGGAATCGCTGAGTGGTCGGGGCCCCTTCTGTTTCCCTTTTTAACCCTTCGGTCTGAAAGGGGTTCTTCCCCCTCGATGGCCTCCTTCGGGTTCGATGGCCACCCCCTCGATGGCCGGGGGCGGCCATCGAGCCCCGGCCCTTCCTTCCCTCTTTCCCTCCGGTCGGGGGGCCCCCAGCCCATACTATGGGCTGGGGTTGGGGGCCCCTGCCCCAACTTGGGGCAGGGGCCCCCGAGCCCCCAACCCCCGATTCCCTACGGCTCCGGCCTTCCTCCTTCCCTCCGGCTCCGGCCTTCTACCCTCCGGCCTTCCCTCTTTCCCTCCGGTCCCTACGGCTCCGGCTACCCTCCGGTCCGGTTCGGTTCGGTCCGGCTATGTTTTCTCCACCCCCTATATGGCCGGAAGAAGGGTCGGGGGCTCGGGGGCCCCTGCCCCAAGTTGGGGCAGGGGCCCCCAACCCCAGCCTTGGGGCTGGGGCTCGGGGGCCCCAGACCCAAGGCTGGGGCCCCAACCCCCGAGCGGCCATATAGCCCCTTCGGTTTAAAACTAAGTTTAGCTCTACCCCTTCGGTCTAAACTTAGGTTTAAGCCGGAGCTCGGGGGCCCCCAGCCCATAGTTGGGGCTGGGGGCCCCCGACCGGAGCCGTAGCCGTAGGGAACGAAGTGGTAGAGGGGAGGGAGAAAACATAGGAAGAGGGGCTCGTTGGCCGCCCCCGGCCATCGAGGGGGAGAGGCCTCCTTCGGGTTCGATGGCTCGGGGGCTCGGGGGCCCCTGCCCCAAGTTGGGGCAGGGGCCCCCAACCCCAAGGCTGTGGCCCCCGAGCCATCGAACCCGAAGCAGCCCGGGGGTCCGATGGCCACCCCTTCTGCTGGCCATCGAAGGGGCGGGCGGACCCCTTCTTAGCCGAAGTCCCGTCAAAACAAAGACAGATAAGCCGTTCTAGGGGTTTAGGAGCGCCCAGTCGTAAAGTAAACCCCTTAAAAAGAAACGTGCAGGCATATTTAAGTTCTGAACCAGCGGATGACTATGATAAGCTATTTAGAGAAGAAGAGCTCGTTTAAGTGGTCCACTTAAGAAGTGGTGGGAGACGCATGAAGCCTGCGAGTCTTTAATTAGGGAAATAGAAAAATGAGAGGGTAAAAAGATACCTGAAAACCTTGTGTTGTTAGCGTGCCCGTGGAATCGTATATTATCAAATCATTGAAGAAAAAGTCTTAAGTGGTGAAAAAAGGGGTGTGAATCCATATGCCAGAACCATCTGGGGTGACCTGAAATTTCGGGAAAGGTGATGCCCTGTACAGTTGAAACGCTAGTAAGCTATCAAAGGGTGATGGAGAACCATCACCCAAAACCAGGGTTTGGGATGTATGGGTGGAAGGGGCGGGGGCGTTCCTTATAAGGAATTGCTTTTAAGGTAGAAACGAAGCCTACCAAGGAAGAAATTGAAACCCTAAGTAAGGAACCGGTATATCTTGAGGGGGAAACTTATCTTAGGAAAGTATTTGTGACTGGGTACAAGTATGAGAACGTAATAAGGGTAGAAAGTCTAGAAACATTATTACACGGAGATTCTAATAATATTCCAGAGCTAAGCAACTTAATAATTACGGTACAGGGTTATATCGTTGTGAACAACTGTCTTATCCCATATGCCGAAAGCTTCTGGTATGTTCCGGCATATGTGGAAAGTCATGTTGTTATAAGGTTGAATCCCGCGAGGCGGAGAGATCTGAAAAAATGACAGGGTGGGCTAATTTGAGAGTTTTTGTAGGGTTCTTGACTCTATAAGAAGCTTTGTAGCGAGATACAAAGACGAGGCTCTACATTGCTTTTAGGGTGAAAGATTTACGCTGCTAAGGCAGCGTAATACAAGAGGGGGGAGCGTAATTTAGTGTAGGCAGAGGTTAAACTCTAGAACCCTGCTTATTACGGTGGTCTTAAATTTTAGCTATAAAGCCAAGCGAATATTAGTATAAGTATAATAATAATAATAATAATAATAATAATATAAGTATTATTATATTTATTATTAACAGCTAACCTAGTTTAGACCGTAAACCAACTAAGCTAGTGGAACCTTCAAGGTTTACTAGCAAGAATCGCTGGTTTTAGGGGTTCGATGGCTCGGGGGTTGGGGCCCAGCCCATAGTATGGGCTGGGGCCCCCAACCCCCGACCACCCCCTCGTTGGCCTCCTTCTTTCCTTGTTTTTCTCCTACCCTCCGGCTTAAACCTAAGTATAGACCGAAGGGGTCTAGCTATACTTAGTTTTAAACCGGAGGGGTGGAGAAAAACAAGGACAGGGCGGCCAACGAGCCCCATCTTCCTATGTTTTCTCCCTCCCTCTCTCCTACCCTACGGCTACGGCTACGGCTCCGGCTCCGGCTTAAACCTAAGTTTAGACCGAAGGGGTAGAGCTATACTTAGTTTTAAACCGGAGGGGTGGAGAAAACATAGGAGAGGCTCGGGGGCCCCAGCCCCAAGTATGAACTGGGGCCCCCGACCGCAGAAGGGGCGGCCATCGAGCCCCTGCTGCTGGGTTCGATGGCCACCCCGGCTGCTTCAGCGAGGGGCCATCGAAGGGGCTCGAGGGTTTAACTTTGAACAGCTAGTTTTTTCTGAAAGGGTGCCAAACCCTTAAACTAGAAAGTTTATAGATTAAGGGTTTGGGATAACTAGAATGGCTGTTTATAATCGAGCACAGATCAGCCCCTTCTGTTTAAGCCCCTTTAAACTAGAATGCTGGTTCTAGGTAAATAGAAGTACTGTTTCTAGTTTAAGGGTTTGGCATGACTAGAATGGATTATTTAGCGTAGGTTCCCTGGGTCTTGCAGCTGTTCTTGCCCAGCTCATCCTTTATAGGCCAAACCCTAAGCTAGTTTAGAGGGTTTGGCCTATAATGGCTGTTGACATTCTAGTATCAGCTAGAAACATCAAGGGTATTTGTGACTGGAGGGTTTACCTAAATGGGTGTTTACAGTTAAGTTAGTTAGGCTCAACTAGAATGGCTGTGACAGCCATTCTAGTTGAGCCTATTTTTAACGGGAACAGCCATGCTAGTTGAGCCTAGTTTAAACGGGAACATCTAGTTGAGCCTAGTTTAAACGGGAACAGCCATGCTAGTTGGGCCGCTCGGGGGGGGGCCCAGCCCATACTATGGGCTGGGATTGGGGGCTCGGGGGCCCCTAGCCCCAAGTTGGGGCTAGGGGCCCCCAACCCCTGCCCATACTATGGGCTGGGGGCCCCCGAGCCCCCGAGCCCCAGCCCATAGTATGGGCTGGGGCCCCCGACCACCCCCTATATGGCCGGAAGAAGGGCGGCCATAGAGCCCCGGGTTCGATGGCCACCCCCTCGTAGGCCTCCTTCTTTCCTTGTTTTTTCCCCTTAAACCTAAGTATAGCTAGACCCCTTCGGTCTATACTTAGGTTTAAGGGGAAAAAACAAGGACAGGGCGGCCTACGAGCCCCTGCTCTTTGCTTCAGCGAGGGGCCAGCGAGGGGAAAGAAGGAGGCCGGGGGTTCGATGGCCACCCCTTCGATGGCTCGGGGGCTCGGGGGCCCCCAGCCTCAAGGCTGGGGCCCCCAACCCCAGCCTTGGGGGCCCCAGCCTTGGGGCTGGGGGCCCCCGAGCCCCCGAGCCATCGAACCCGAAGGAGGCCGGGGGTAAGGAACTCGGCAAGGATAGGGTTTTCTTTTTAAGAAATTTCGATTAGAACGGTAGGAAAAGTCATCATAAATAATAGTGCAGGGTTTGCAAGGATAGGGGTTTCTTTTTAAGAAATTTTTATTAGAACGGTAGGAAAAGTCATCATAAATAATAGTGCAGGGTTTGCAAGGATAGGGGTTTCTTTTTAAGAAATTTCGATTAGAACGGTAGGAAAAGTCATCATAAATAATAGTGCAGGGTTTGCAAGGATAGGGGTTTCTTTTTAAGAAATTTTTATTAGAACGGTAGGAAAAGTCATCATAAATAATAGTGCAGGGTTTGCAAGGATAGGGGTTTCTTTTTAAGAAATTTCTATTAGAACGGTAGGAAAAGTCATCATAAATCATATTGCAGGTTTTCCCCTATTCCCCCTCGATGGCCTCCTTCTTTCCTTGTTTTTCTCCTACCCTCCGGCTTAAACCTAAGTATAGACCGAAGGGGTCTAGCTATACTTAGTTTTAATGGGAAAAACAAGGACAGGGCGGTCGGGGGCTCGGGGGCCCCTGCCCCAAGTTGGGGCAGGGGCCCCCAACCCCAGCCCATACTTGGGGCTGGGGCCCTTCCTTGGTTTTTCCCATTAAAATGAACTATAACTAAGTTATAGTTCATTTTAATGGGAAAAACCAAGGGTTCGATGGCCACCCCGGCCATCGAGGGGAAGAGCCTCTCCTTGGAAATTCCCTTTTTAATGAACTATAACTTTGTTATAGTTCATTAAAAAGGGAATTTCCAAGGAAGAGCTCCTCTTCCTATGTTTTCCTCTTACGCTTCGCTCCCTCCGGCTTAAACCTAAGTTTAGCTAGACCCCTTCGGTCTAAACTTAGTTTTAAGCCGGAGGGAGCGAAGCGTAAGAGGAAAACATAGGAAGAGGGGAAAGCCCTTCGGAACTTTTAATGGCCCGGCTTATAAGAAATTCTTATAAACATTAACAATCTTTGGCTGCGCCTTTAAAAGAGGCCGCCGTAGCCGGAGGGACCGGAGGGGTAGAGGAAGGAGCCCCTCTTATTAGTTCGTCCTTTTTTTTTGGCGCGTTATACTTACTTATAAGTTTCTTCTTATAAGCCGAAGGTTCTTAGAGAGGCCTCGTGGCAGCAGCATAAGACGTGGATGTTTATAAGATTAAAATTTTAACCTCGCTCTTATATTATTAAGACCACTGGTCTCAATGGCAGCCCCTTCCTTTTCGCAGAAGAACGCCCTGCTGTTCTTCTGCGAAAAGGAAGGAGCCCCAAATATAGAACTGGTCTTCTCTTGACAATCTTAGGGGCAACTACGAATGAAGGCCTGCTTCAACAGACTGCTTCTGCCCAGATTCTTTCACCTATATAAGAAGAAAGGAAGTAAGCAAATAAGCCAGCAGGATTGAGACCCTTCGGGTTCTAAGAAATTCGAGAGATCCTACCATTCTTATAAGGAGAGTGCCCCTAGTAGGCCTCCCTCTTACACTTCGTTCCTCTACCCCTCCGGGCTCTTCCTTGGTTTTGCCCCTTAAAACTAAGTATAGTCAGACTATACTTAGTTTTAAGGGGCAAAACCAAGGAGAGGCTCGGGGGCCCCAGCCCATAGTATGGGCTGGGCCCCCCCGACCGGAGGGAAAGAGGGAAGGCTGGACCGGACCGAACCGGACCGGAGGGTAGCCGGAGCCGTAGGGACCGGAGGGAAAGAGGGAAGGCCGGAGGGTAGAAGGCCGGAGCCGGAGGGAAGGAGGAAGGCCGGACCGGAGGGAAGCCGGACCGGAGGGAAGGAGAGAAGGAACCGGAGCCGTAGCCGTACCGGACCGGAGGGTAGGAGCCGAAGGGTAGCAGCGCTCTGTCGGCCGAAGGGTAGCAGAGCGGAAGAGCCGGACCGGACCGGAGGGTAGGAGAGGAGGGGAGCCGTAGGGGAGCCGGAGGGGTAGCCGGACCGGAGGGTAGCCGGAGCCGGAGGGAACGAAGTGGTAGAGGGAACCGGAGGGAACGTAGTGGTAGAGGGACGAAGTGGTAGCCGGAGGGAAAGAGAGAGAGAGGGGCAAACAAACCGAAAAGGGCAAATAACCGAAGGGTACAGGCAAACCGAAGGGTACAGGCAAACAAACTTATTAACCGAAGGGTACAGGCAAATAACCGAAGGGTACAGGCAAACAAATACCCTACGGTAAGCTTCCCCTCTTATCTTATTTATAAGAGGCCTTCCCTTTCTTAACAAAGGGAGGGCAAACTTATAAGTTTTGCCCTTCAGGAAGCCCTCGAATCCTGCATTAAAGACGGGGTCTGCCGCAGAAGAAGCGCTTCTACTCTAAGCAAACAAACTTATAAGTTTTGCCCCCCCTCTTATAAGTAAGTAAGAAGCTGGGGCTTTTAAAAATGGCAGAAGGGCGGATTGCTACTCTGAACAAACCGAAGGGTACAGGCCTTAGGAGTTCTTGCAAAAAAACCGATGTACAGGCAAAGAAGGAGTTCTCTGTAGGGTACAAACAAATAAGAGTTGCCCATAGCACCGGTTCTTGATTGGTCACTCGAACGGTGGGCTATAACTCTTATAAGTAAGTAAGAAGTAACACGCTGGCTTACATATAAGTAAGAGGGCTGCAGGAATCGCTGCCCCCTTTTCCCATATTGCTTTCCTTATGGAGTTCTATCCAATAAGAGCTACTTACTTACTTATAAGTAAGTAAGAGCATCAACTTCTTACTTACTTATAAGAGGAGTTCTATACCTATAAGTGCCTTATAGAAGTTCTTGCGTTTAAGGCGTAACCTTTAAGGCGGGTCTTCTGCTGCTATAAGCTCGGGTAGAGACCGGTTCTTATAAGCTGAAGTACCCTACGGTACAAGAACTCCCGTCTGCTACTCTAGTATAAGAGGAGAATCTTCTTAATGAGTGCCCTTATAGGAGGGAGGCCTGCTCCTATAAGCGAGGACCGCCGTTTCCTTAATCAACTTCTTACTTATAAGCCGAAGGGTACGAAGGGTACTCTAGTCTGCTACTGGCAACCCGTATGCTACTGGCTTACCGTAGGTTACTTACTTATAAGAGAAAGGTGCACCCTTACTTATAAGTAAGTAAGAGGGCCTATTTTCTCTATAGCTCTGGATCCCGAACCTACTTTATAAGAGAAAGGGAAGACCCCCTCTTATAGGTAGGAGGATCGAAGGATCTTTGCCTCTCGAACTGCGGTTTCAAAACTTATAAGTACGAAGGGTGCTCTAGTAGGGTACTTACTTACTTATAAGAGAAAGGTATACCTATGCCTTAAAGGGGGAACCGCTCTTATAAGTAAGTAAGTAGTAAGTAAACTTCAGGGATTAAGACTAGTTACTTATAAGTAAGTAAGAGACTGGTAAACCTTTTCGGAGAGCCTTTTCCCCATCCTCTAGACCAAGGGATCTTTGGGCTCGTTATAGCCCTGCTATAAAGGAGTTCGAACAGCAAGAACTGCTCTTATTAAAGAAATGGAATGCCCATACAAACATACATATATAGAAATAAGGTCTTAACATGCAAGAAAGGCCTTGATAAACCAAGGACGGAATAAATTTCTTAAAACCACCCTTCTGCTGCTATGAAAACCCCATAGACCTTTTTTACGTACTTTTTATAGGGGTTATCCTATGTTTTTTCCATTATAAATAAGTTTAGCTAGACCCCTTCGGTCTAAACTTATTTATGTCCTTGGTTTTTTACCCTCTTCCTATGTTTTTACCGTTATAATTAACTATAACAAAGTTATAGTTTATTATACGGGGAAAAACATAGGAAGAGGGTAAAAAACCAAGGAAGGGAAAAACATAGGGTTCGTAGGCCTCCCCCTCGATGGCCTCCTTCGGCGGGCGGCCATCGAGCCCGCCGAAGGAGGCCATCGAGGGGGAGGAGAAAACCTAGCCGGACCGAACCGGAGGGAAGGAGAGCCGGACCGGAGGGAAGCCGGAGCCGGAGGGTAGGAGGAAGGAAGGAACGGCCGCCCTTCTTCCGGGTTCGATGGCCACCCCGGCCATCGAGGGGCCGGGCTGGCCTTTCCTATGTTTTCCCCTCTACCACTTCGTTCCGCTCGGGGGGGCCCCTGCCCATACTTGGGGCAGGGGCCCCCCCGAGCCCCAGCTCGGGGGCCCCCAGCCCCAAGTATGGGCAGGGGCCCCCAAGGCTGGGGCTCTTCCTTGGTTTTCTCCTACCCTCCGGCTTAAAACTAAGTATAGTCAGACTATACTTAGGTTTAAGCCGGAGGGTAGGAGAAAACCAAGGACGGGCCCCCAGCCCCAAGTATGGGCAGGGGCCCCCCGACCCCTCCGGCTACGGCTCCCTCCTACGGTCCCTTCTTCCCTCCGGCTACGGCTCCGGTTTCCCTACGGCTCCTACCCTCCGGTTCCTTCCTTCTACCCTCCGGCCTCCTACCCTACGGCTCCGGTCCGGCTCCACTACCACTTCGTTCCCTCCGGTCCGGTCCGGCTCTTTCACTCCGGTCCCTACGGCTCCGGGGGTTCGATGGCCACCCCTTCTGCTGGGTTCGATGGCCACCCCCTCTTCCTATGTTTTCCTCTACCCCTCCGGCGAGGAAGTTTTCCCCTTATAAATAAGTTTAGTCTGACTAAACTTATTTATAAGGGGAAAACTTCCTAGCTCCGGCTTAAACCTAAGTATAGACCGAAGGGGTCTAGCTATACTTAGTTTTAAGCCGGAGCTAGGAAGTTTTCCCCTTATAAATAAGTTTAGTCAGACTAAACTTATTTATAAGGGGAAAACTTCCTCGCCGGAGGGGTAGAGGAAAACATAGGAGAGGCCGCAGAAGGGGGGCCCCCAGCCTTGGGGCTAGGGGCCCCCGAGCGGCCATCGAGCCCTTCTGCGGCCATCGAGGGGCCATCGAAGGGGCGGAGCAACCGGCGGGTGCTCCGCCCCGCTACCCTCCGGTCCGGCTACGGTCGGGGGCCCCCAGCCCCAACTTGGGGCTGGGGGCCCCCGAGCTCCGGCTCTTCCTCTCTCTTTCTGCTACCCTTCGGTCCCTCCGGTCCGGTCCCTACGGCTTCGGTTTATAATTAACTAGAACTTTGTTATAGTTAATTATAATGGGAAAAACCTAGGGTTCGATGGCCACCCACGGCCACCTTCGGCGGGCGGCCATCGAGCCCCTTCGATGGCCAGGGGGGGGGTTGGCCATCGAACCCGCCGAAGGAGGGTTCGATGGCCACCCCGACCAGCGAGGGGCCATCGAGGGTAAGACCCCTTGGTTTTTCCCATTATAAATAAGTTTAGTCTAACTAAACTTATTTATAATGGGAAAAACCAAGGACAAAAAAGAAGTATATTTAAATATAATTATTTATAATGGGCGGGGTCGAAACATAGCAGCAGACGGGCTCTTTCCCCTCGATGGCCTCCTTCGGGTTCGATGGCTACCCCGGCCCTTCCTTCCCTCTTTCCCTCCGGTCGGGGGTTGGGGGCCCCCAGCCCCAACTATGGGCTGGGGGCCCCCGAGCCCCAGCCCATACTATGGGCTGGGGCTCGGGGGCCCCCAGCCCATAGTTGGGGCTGGGGGCCCCCAACCCCCGACCGGAGGGAAAGAGGGAAGGAAGGGCCGCCCCTTCTGCGAAGCAGCCTCCTCCGGCGGGATCTATGGCCGCCCGGGGAAGGAGGCCGGGGGGGGGGTTCGATGGCCACCCCCTCGATGGCTGCTTCGGAAGAAGGGCGGCCATATAGCCCCGGGTTCGATGGCCACCCCGGCTGCTTCAGCGAGGGGCTCGGGGGCCCCAGCCCCAAGGCTGGGGTTGGGGGCCCCTGCCCCAACTTGGGGCTGGGGGCCCCCGAGCCCCCGACCAGCGAGGGGCCATCGAGGGGAAGAACCCTTGTTTTTTCCCATTATAAATAAGTTTAGTTAGACTAAACTTATTTATAATGGGAAAAAACAAGGAAAGGCTCGGGGGCCCCAGCCCCAAGTTGGGGCTGGGGCCCCCGACCGGCTGCTTCTGTCCTTGATTTTTACCATTATAATTAACTATAACTAAGTTATAGTTAATTATGTCCTTGGTTTTTCCCATTATAAATAAGTACAGGATCCTTCGGTCTGACTAAACTTATTTATAATGGGAAAAGGAACCGAAGGAAGGGATAAAACCAAGGGTTCGCTGGCTCGGGGGTTGGGGGCCCCAGCCCCAAGGCTGGGGCCCCCAACCCCCAACCCCTCTTCCTATGTTTTTCCCCTTATAATTAACTATAACTTTGTTATAGTTAATTATAAGGGGAAAAACATAGGAGAGGCCGGTTCTTGCTATATGGCCGCCCTTCTTCCGAAGCAGCCATCGAGGGAGTGGCCATCGACCCCACCCCCTCTTCCTATGTTTTCCTCTACCCCTCCGGTCGGGGGGGCCCAGCCCATACTATGGGCTGGGGGCCCATAGTATGGGCTGGGGCCCCCCGAGTCCCTCCGGCTTAAACCTAAGTTTAGACCGAAGGGGTAGAGCTAAACTTAGTTTTAAACCGGAGGGGTGGAGAAAACATAGGAGAGGCCTGCTTGGAAGAAGGGCGGTCGGGGGTTGGGGGCCCCCAGCCTTGGGGCTGGGGGCCCCCGAGCCCCAGCCTTGGGGCTGGGGCCCCGAGCCATCGAGCCTGCTTTAGCGAGGGGAAAGAAGAAACCCCTGCTGATGAGACTCAACCCTTTCAGTGGGGAAGAAGACAAGCCAATGAAAGGACTGAAAGGGTCTTCTGCTCCACGCATCGGCGGCCCGTAGGCCCCTTCCCTCGTAGCCAGGAATTCTTGGACTCGTAGAAGCAGCCGGTACCGGCTGCTTCTACGAGGGGAAGAAGGGCTTATTACGAGCCCTTCTTACAAGAAGGCCTACGGAAACAGGCGGTTTCCGAAGCAGCCGGTTGCTGAGCACAGGCAGCCGAACCGCTTTCAGGACGGCACTATTCAGTTCCTATACTAATTAACTATACTTGTAAGTAAGTTAATTAGTATAGGAACGGAAAGAGCCCTAAAGTAAGTTTCGTAAAATACTTAATATATAACTAATTATTTATCATACGAAACAAAGGAAAGCCAAGACTTGTAAGTAAGGACAGAAAGGATCCTCCAAGCATCGGCGACTCTTATCTTACAAGTGACCTTACTTATAAGTATAAGTATAAGTATATATATATAAGTATAAGTATAAGTATAAGTATTTTATAAAAAAGTGCTTATAGGTGTTTTATAAATTGTCTAAAAAAAAAAATAAGAACAGGTTAAACAGTTTAAAAAAGGCTAACTAGCTAGTGTTATTTATGTTATAACAAACATAAAGTTAATGAAGACTATAACTTTTTGTTACAAAAAAGAAAAAAGGAATTCTATCAGACCATTAATAGAAAAGCTTTTTATAATTTAAAACAATAAATTACAAAACAATTTTTTTCTCTAAGTTAGTTATGAGTATGCATCTCAATTAAAACTAAAAAAAATTTTAGTTTTCTCTACATTTAAACTTCCCTTTTTATTCTCCTCCTCCTCCTTCTTCTTCCCTGATCCCCGAAAAACACGTAGAAGGGCTAAAGAAGCTTTTCTGTACGGAGTACAGCCTAAGGGGCGGCTTCCTTAGAGGGGCTCGGGGTTTAGGGGACTGAAAGGGTAGCGGGCTTTCCTATGTTTTTCCAGAAACTCCTTTCCTCTACCCCTCCGGTCCCCTTTGTTCCTTTTCCCATTATAAATAAGTTTAGACCGAAGGGGTCTAGCTAAACTTATTTATAATGGGAAAAGGAACAAAGGGGACCGGAGGGGTAGAGGAAAGGAGTTTCTGGAAAAACATAGCAGCAGACCGAAGTTTTCCTATTATAATTGACCCTAGTTTAGTTAATTATAATAGGAAAACGGAGAACGAAGAGCCGCTTTAAGGTGTTTTTGCAAATTTAAGGCGTTCCTGCCTTTTTAAGGCCTTAAAGCTGCAGGAACGCCTTAAAGTTGCAAGAACACCTTAAAGCTGCTTCTTAATAAGATAAGAGGGGGTTCTTCTAAAACCGCAGCAATTCTTGCCCCTCAAGAACTGCCTTCTTCGTAAGAAGGGCTGGCAGAGAGCCCCTGCCTTGTCTCTGGAGCCGCCAGCTAACCCGTTCGGTCTCTGGAAACCAGCTAACCCCTTCTAGAAGAACTCCTTCCCTGCTTGCAGAAATGCTGTATTTCGCTGCGCGCGGTGGATACCCTTTTAAAGGAGACGAAAAGGGAGCCCGACGAAAACGGAGGTTTTCCTCGTAGAAGCAGCAAGAACTGCTGCCTCGTAACTTTCTTATAAATAAGAAGGGCCGTTATAGAAGTGTGGGCCCCGAAGCATTTAAAAATGGCTCCCTTTTCGTCTCCGGGGGGGGGGGGACCTCGCGGCCTACTCTTAATAAGATAAGAGTTCCTTCTTTCCTGCCCCTCATAGGCCGCAGAAGGGCGGTCGGGGGTTGGGGGGCCCCCAGCCCATACTTGGGGCTGGGGGCCCCCGAGCCCCAGCCTTGGGGCTGGGGTTGGGGGCCCCTGCCCCAACTTGGGGCAGGGGCCCCCGAGCCCCCGAGCCATCGAAACCCCGACAGCCAAACAAACAAGTCTTTTATATAGAAAAGAGTGCTTGAGCCGTATGCGGTTAAAACTGCAAGTACGGTTCTACGGGAGGTGTGAAAAGCATTTTTTGTAATAAAACCTACCCTACAAAACCTGGTCATTTTTCACGTACATTAGCAAAAGGTCCAAATACAACAACATGGATTTGGAATTTACATGCGGATGCTCATGATTTTGACAGCCATACATCAGATTTAGAAGAAATTTCTAGAAAAGTATTTAGTGCTCATTTTGGGCAATTAGGTATTATTTTAATTTGGTTAAGTGGGTGCGACACGATGTAACATGTTTAAATGGTAAATAAAAACTCAATAAAAGTAAAATTTTTTTAAGTATGTCTTACAAGTACTCGAATTTAAAATCTTGGTTTCGCCTTACTGTTTCTATACAAAATACACTTATAAGCTAAGCAAGTAAGTATTAAAGTCCCCGAATTCTTCTGTGTTAACTTCGTTATTAGCAAGAACTGGTGCGAGCTGTTAGTGTTATTTAAATGATATTATTATATCCGATCACGGGTAATTCATGGATATCAGCGAACTGGTCAAAAAAACCCAAGCGTAGACACCAAGAAACTCAGCAAGAACTGCTCAAGAATTGCTCTGTAGCATTTATTTGGGGACTTACATTTCAACACACGCTTCCGGTTGTCTAACCGGCCGCCCCTATATGGCCGGGGTGGCCATCGAACCCGAAGGAGGCCGGGGCTATATGGCCGCCCTGTCCTTGTTTTTTCGGCCCCTAGCCCCAAGTTGGGGCTAGGGGCCCCCTTAAACCTAAGTATAGACCGAAGGGGTCTAGCTATACTTAGTTTTAAACCGGAGGGGCTATATGGCCGCCACCCGGCCATCGAGGGGGTGGAGAAAAACAAGGAAAGAAGGAGGGGGTGGTCGGGGGTTGGGGGCCCCCAGCCCATACTTGGGGCTGGGGGCCCCCGAGCCCCAGCCTTGGGGCTGGGGCTCGGGGGCCCCCAGCCCCAAGTATGGGCTGGGGCCCCCAACCCCCGAGCCTACGAACCCTGGGGGTTTCCCATTATAAGTAATTATATTTAAATATAATTATTTTTGGGGCTCGATGGCCCCTCTTCCTATGTTTTTCCTCGGGGGCCCCTAGCCCCAAGTTGGGGCTAGGGGCCCCCAACCTTAAACCTACGTTCTGACTATACTTAGTTTTAATGGTTGGGGGCCCCTAGCCCCAACTTGGGGCTAGGGGCCCCCGAGGAAAAACATAGGAGAGGCCGGGGTGGCCATCGAACCCGCCCGCCCCTCTTCCTTGGAAAGATCCTTTTAAATGAACTATAACTTTGTTATAGTTCATTTAAAAGGATCTTTCCAAGGAGAGGCCTCCTTCGGCGGGCTCGATGGCCGCCCCTTCTGCGAAGCAGCCGGGGGTGGCCATCGAACCCGCCGAAGGAGGCCATCGAGGGGGCTCTTCTTCTGCTATGTTTTTCCCATTCTAAATAAGTTTAGACCGAAGGGGTCTAGCTAAACTTATTTAGAATAGGAAACCGGAGGGAAAGCGGAGGGAAGGCCGCCCTTCGATGGCCTCCTTCGGGTTCGATGGCCACCCCCGGCTGCTTCGCAGAAGGGGTGGCCATCGAGCCCTTCCTTGGTTTTTCCTCGGGGGCCCCTAGCCCCAAGTTGGGGCTAGGGGCCCCCGACCATTAAAATGAACTATAACTAAGTTATAGTTCATTTTAATGGTCGGGGGCCCCTAGCCCCAACTTGGGGCTAGGGGCCCCCGAGGAAAAACCAAGCCGGACCGAACCGAAGGGAAGGAGAGCCGGAGGGTAGAAGGAAGGGCCTCCTTCTTTCCTTGTTTTTTCTCGGGGGCCCCCAGCCCCAAGTATGGGCTGGGGGCCCCCGACCATTAAAACTAAGTATAGACCGAAGGGGTCTAGCTATACTTAGTTTTAATGGTCGGGGGCCCCCAGCCCATACTTGGGGCTGGGGGCCCCCGAGAAAAAACAAGTGGCGGCCATCGAGCCCTTCTGCGGCCCTTCTCTCCCTCCCGCCTACCCTACGGCTACGGCTCCGGTCCGGCTATGTTTTCTCCACCCCCTATATGGCCGCAGAAGGGGTCGGGGGCCCCAGCCCCAAGTGGGGGCTGGGGCCCCCGACCGGAGGGAAGGAGAGGAGAGCCGGACCGGAGGAAAGCCGGACCGGACCGAACCGGACCGGAGGGTAGCCGGAGCCGTAGGGTAGGAGGAAGGCCGGACCGGAGCCGTAGGGTAGGAGGGAGAGAAGGCCGGAGCCGTAGGGACCGAAGGGTAGCAGAGCGTAAGAGGGAACCGGACCGGAGGGAGCGAAGCTAGAGAGGACGAAGTGGTAGAGGGAGCCGGACCGAAGCCGTAGCCGTAGGGAACGAAGTGGTAGAGGGGAGGGAGAGAAGGAAGGGCCGGGGCTCGATGGCCGCCCCTTCTGCGGCCTCTCCTATGTTTTCCTCTACCCCTCCGGCGAGGAAGTTTTCCCCTTATAAATAAGTTTAGTCTGACTAAACTTATTTATAAGGGGAAAACTTCCTAGCTCCGGCTTAAAACTAAGTATAGCTAGACCCCTTCGGTCTATACTTAGGTTTAAGCCGGAGGGTAGAAGAAAACATAGGAAGAGGGGGTGGCCATCGAACCCGGAAGAAGGGCGGCCATATAGCCTACTTCTACGAGGGGAAAGCGCCGTAAAGAGGAGTTTCCCAGCAGCCATTCTTGCAAGAACCCCAAGCACCGTTTTCCTATTATAATTAACTATACTTAGGTAATTAGAATAGGAAAACGGAGCCTCTCGCCCCCTTTCAGATTTTCTTTGGTTTCATAGGAGCACCCCTTAGAATTAACTATAACTTATTAAGTTATAGTTAATTAGAATAGGTAAACCGCTCTTCCGCTATGAAACAAAGAGTAAGACCCCAGGGTACTAGAAGGTACAGCCTGCTCTTCGGCTATGAAACAAAGGAAAATCCTATAGACCGAAGGTTACTTAAGTATTATAACTAATTATATTTAAATATAATTAGTTATAATACTTAAGTAACCGACAGAGAGGCCAGACCGCTTCGCTTCTTCTAGGGTTATTCCAAAATTTCCTAGAGCTGGTTGCCCTTACTTATAAATATACTTATTAGTCCCCGACATAGGGTGCGTAAGCGGGGCACCATAAACAAGTCGGGGCGCTTGGCTGCAGCTGAACGGAGTTCAGCCAAAAGCGCCATTCATCTTCGTCTAGGGGCGCCGTGTGGGGGTACGCCCAAGCCCCAGATCGGGGTGCCTAAAAAGCTTATCCACATTTTACCCTATTAGTTTCTTGAGGAACAGGAGAAACCAGATGAAGACGGCAATAAAACAAGGAAGAAAGTGGAAGAAAAATGAAAAAAAAAAACAGACAGGAAATCTATTTAAATTCTTCGGAAAATAAGACATATATAGGAGAAGCTTTTGCAACTAATATATTTAAATATAAAAATAAAAATGGCTAAAAAATATTTCCTTCCCTTCTGCCTCGTAGAAGCAGACGGGGGTTCGATGGCTCGGGGGCCCCCAGCCCATACTTGGGGCTGGGGGCCCCCGAGCCCCAGCCCCAAGGCTGGGGCTCGGGGTCCCCCAGCCCCAAGTATGGGCTGGGGGCCCCCCCGACCGCAGACGGGCGGCCTACGAGCCCAAGGAAGAGCCCTAGGCTTTTTTTTAAGACTGCAGGAAGAGCTGCTAATGGGAAGTTTTATACGGTTTTTTTTATTAGAATTTTCCGTCCTTTGTTTCATAGCCGAAGAGCAGGACAAAGGTGCCCCCTCGAACGTACGCCCTTATTCCAAGAAAGCCGTTCGCGGGGGTGCTTCTAGAAGGGAAGGGCTGGCTGCTTCTTTCCCCTCTTCCTATGTTTTCTCCCCTCTTTCCCTCCGGTCCCTACGGCTCCGGCTTAAACCTAAGTTTAGACCGAAGGGGTCTAGCTAAACTTAGTTTTAAGCCGGAGCCGTAGGGACCGGAGGGAAAGAGGGGAGAAAACATAGCCGGACCGGACCGGACCGAACCGGACCGAAGGGAAGCCGGAGGGTAGAAGGCCGGAGCCGTAGGGAACGAAGTGGTAGAGGGAACCGGAGCCGTAGCCGTACCGGAGGGACCGAAGGGTAGCAGAGCGTAAGAGGACGAAGTGTAAGAGCCGGAGGGTAGGAGGGGAGGAGCCGGACCGGACCGAACCGGAGGGTAGCCGGAGGGTAGAAGGGAGAGCCGGAGGGTAGAAGGAAGGGCTCTCTCTTGGTTTTCCTCTACCCCTCCGGTCCCTCCGGCTTAAAACTAAGTATAGACCGAAGGGGTCTAGCTATACTTAGTTTTAAACCGGGGCGGAGAAAAACAAGGAAAGAAGGAGGCCGGGGATTCAATGGCCACCCCTTCTGCGGCCGGGGGTGGTCGGGGGCCCCAGCCCATACTATGGGCTGGGGCCCCCGAGCCACCCTTGGTTTTTCCCATTATAATTAACTATAACTTAGTTATAGTTAATTATAATGGGAAAAACCAAGGACAGCCATAGAAGAACCCCCTCTCTACCCGTAAGAAGGGCGGCCCTTATAAAAGAGTGCCTCAAGAAATGCCTTCGATAGTTCGAAGGGCGGCCTACTCTTAATAAGATAAGAGGGGCGGCTCTTACGGCAGCCCCTCTTTAAAGGGCTTTAAGGAAGAAGGGCGGTCGGGGGCCCCAGCCCATACTATGGGCTGGGGCCCCCGAGCCTCCTCTTAATAAGATAAGAGTGGGCCCTTCTGCCGGGTGCTGCTTCTTTCCCCTCGCTGAAGCAGCCGGTTCTTGCTCGCTGGCCAACCCCGGCCTCCTTCTTTCCTTGTTTTTTCCCTTAAACCTAAGTATAGCTAGACCCCTTCGGTCTATACTTAGGTTTAAGGGAAAAAACAAGGACAGGGCGGTCGGGGGTTGGGGGCCCCCAGCCCATAGTATGGGCTGGGGCCCCCGAGCCATCGAGCAAGAACCGGCTGCTTCAGCGAGGGGACGGAAGTTTTCCTATTAGAATTCACTATACCTAAGTATAGTGAATTCTAATAGGAAAACGGAGCACCTAGCCCTTTCAGTCTGGCGGCCCATAGCAGTTCCGCGTCCTAAGCCACTGAAAGGTCTTCCTCCAGGCCCTACCCTTATAAAGGGGAGAAATAAGGGAGATAAGCAGCGTTCATATAGCAGATTATATCCCTACGGTATATAAAGAACAGCCCCTATTAAAGTCTTCCGCACTAACGGACGTATAAGACCTTATTTTGATTTAGGGTCGGGGGCCTGGGGAAGAGCTGACGGAAGACCTACCTAATAGAAGAAGAGTACGTTCAACTATAATTTCAAATTCATTTTTTGCACAACTATAAGACATAATACCACCACGCCCTCGCTCTATACACTATTTTCGAATTTCGTTATAAAAAAAGCACGTACGTCAACTGCTACGTTAACCTAAGAATAAATTGTTTGCAAAAAATTCCAACAACCGTTTTGCATGCTTAGTTAGTCTCCCTGCTTTATTAACCACCCTCGTTGGTTTCCGGGTTTTTAAGAACAGATGCCTCCGTAGGAACACCCTTATGACTTATAAGTAAGTTTTTCCCCCATCCATAGGGGAAATCTAAAAATAAGGGGAAACCGGCTTCGACGACCGGCTGTTCATCGCTTTATTCCGTTTTCCCCATAGGGGAAATGGTGAGCTGTAGAAAAGGCAAAGACGGATTTTAGCGCTTCTCCCATTCTTTCTTCCTTTTTATTCCTTTCCACAAGGGGAAAAAGGAATAAAAAGGAAAAGGGGAAATGCCCTGGCATAGAGCAGGTAAGACCTTTCAGTAGAATGAAAGGTCTTCCTCTTTTTAAGCCTTTAAAAGCCTAGGAAGTTTACGTACTTATAAGTTTCTAAGTACCCGTTCGGAAAGTTAATTAGAAACTTATAAGTAAGTAAACTTCCTCGCTTAAAAGCAGCGTAGCAGCCTTTCAGTATTTTTGGCTTTAAAGGGGCTGGCCTTCCCCTCTTCCTATGTTTTCCTCTTACGCTTCGCTCCCTCCGGCTTAAACCTAAGTTTAGCTAGACCCCTTCGGTCTAAACTTAGGTTTAAGCCGGAGGGAGCGAAGCGTAAGAGGAAAACATAGCCGGACCGGAGGGAAGGAGAGAAGGGCCCCTCGTTGGCCGGGGTGGCCTTCGAACCCTCCTTCGGCGGGTTCGATGGCCACCCCCTGGCCATCGAAGGGGCTCTTCCTTGGGCTCGTAGGCCGCCCTTCTGCGGCTCGGGGGTTGGGGGCCCCAGCCCATACTCTGGGACCCTTCGGTCTGGGGGCCCCCGAGCCCCAGCCCCAAGTATGGGCTGGGGCTCGGGGGCCCCCAGACCGAAGGGTCCCAGAGTATGGGCTGGGGCCCCCGACCTACGAGGGGAAAGATCCTTTAAAATGAACTATAACAAAGTTATAGTTCATTTTAAAGGATCTTTCCAAGCCGGACCGGAGGGTAGGAGAGAAGGGCTCGGGGGCCCCAGCCCCAAGGCCCCTTCGATGGCCAGGGGGGTGGCCATCGAACCCCCGAGCCTTAAAACTTTCCGTGGGGAAAAGAAAAAAGCCCGTCTACCGGAAGAAAGGAGGTAGACATCTGCCCACAGAAAACTGCCATAAAATAAACGAAAGAAGGGGGGGGACTCCTTTTTAGGAAGCAGACAAATAATCCTAAAAAAGGACAAACTCCTATTTTTTTTTAGAACTGCTGTTATTCTAAAAGAAGTTTCATTAAAAGATCAGAATACCTAAACAGGAGCAAGAACAATGAAAAACCAACCCTTTATGTATTTTTTACTCTTTTTATAGGAAAAAAAGAGTAAAAATACATAAAGGGTAGAAAACTTATATTAACGGGGTTTGTTTGACTATAAGCACTAAAAAACAATAACATTTTTTTACAATGAAACTATTTTTTTTTTTAGAATGAGGGTGTTAACTTTGGAATCTACTTTTCAAATTTAATTGTAAGAAAAGATATTTAATTTCTTTAAACACAAAAAACCAGTGTAAAGATTTATTTTGTTTAAATATTAATCATGTTAAACGTGTTAATCTGTTTAAGATTTTGTAATGGAGAAAATTTTAACAGAATGGAAACTCAAATAAAATTTGATTTTTATAAACATGGCTTTTTCTAATATATATATTAGTATAAAAAGTCTATATTAAAAAACTTACCTATGGTTTTGACACACCTAGGCATTTATAAAAATAAAAGTTTAATCAAAAAGGATTTTCATATCCTGTAAATAATTCTAACAAAGCATGCTTTTGAAGAATTCCTTTTGTCCCTTCTTCTTTCTAGCAGGAGTTCTCCTGCTTCGAAGAACTGCTAGCATCCTATTTCACCCTTCTGATAGGAAGAGGCATTCTAAGTGGGCTGAACACGTACTAATAATATAAGATCAGAGCAGAAGATTTGGGTCTCTCCCCTATGTACGCCTCTGCTTACAAACGACTGAAAGTCCTGAAAGGCGAGGTGCTCCTGTTTTGTGTTATAATTAAATATACTTAGGTTAATTATAAACCAAAACCTACTGAAAGGGCTGGCCTTCCTTTTTTCATAGCCGAAGAGCAGGCCCCTCCATTTCTAGTACCCTTTACTCTTATGTAAGTTTCATAGCGGAAGGAAGTAGCCTTTCCCAATTATAATTAACTATAACTTAATAAGTTATAGTTTATTATAATGGGTTCTTCTGGGGCTCTAGGCCGAAAGTCAAGCCTACGGAAGGGTTCTTCTTTCCCCTCGGATCTCAGAAGCCGCAGAAGGGCGGTCGGGGGGCCCCCAGCCCATACTATGGGCTGGGGGTCGGGGGCCCCTAGACCGAAGGCGGCCCCGCCCAGACTTGGGGCAGGGGCCCGTCCTTGGGTTTTCCCCTTAAAACTAAGTAGAGTCAGACTCTACTTAGTTTTAAGGGGAAAACCCAAGGAAAAGCCCGTCCTTGGTTTTCTCCACCCCTCCGGTTTAAAACTAAGTATAGCTAGACCCCTTCGGTCTATACTTAGTTTTAAGCCGGAGCCGTAGGGACCGGAGGGAAAGAGGGGAGAAAGAGAGAGCCGTAGGGGACCCCAGCCCATACTATGGGCTGGGGCCCCCGAGCATTTCCTCCGCTTTCCCTCCGGTTTCCCATTATAAATAAGTTTAGACCGAAGGGGTCTAGCTAAACTTATTTATAATGGGCTAGGAAGTTTTACCATTATAAATAAGTATAGTCTGACTATACTTATTTATAATGGTAAAACTTCCTCGCCGGAGGGGTTCGTAGGCCACCCCCGGGCCCCTCTTCCAATGTTTTTCCCCTTATAATTAACTATAACAAAGTTATAGTTAATTATAAGGGGAAAAACATTGCCGGAGGGAAGAAGGGCTCGGGGGTTGGGGGCCCCAGCCCCAAGGCCCCCGACCCTTCTGCGGCCTACGAGCCGGAGGGAAGGAGAGAGCCCCTTCGATGGCCCCTCGCTGGCCCCTATATGGCCGGGGGGCCACCCGGGGTGGCCATCGAACCCAGCAGCAGGGGCTCGATGGCCGCCCTTCTGCCGGCCATCGAGGGGGTGGCCATCGAACCCCAAGCACCGCTTTACCTCCGGCTTTCCTATGTTTCGACCCCGCCCATTAAAACGGATTATATTTGAATATAATCCGTTTTAATGGGCGGGGTCGAAACATAGCAGCAGTCCTGCTTCCTCGTAGAAAAAGCCGCAGAAGGGCGATCGGGGGCCCCAGCCCATACTTGGGGCAGGGGCCCCGACCGCCCCTTTAAGCCTACGCGGAAGCAGGACTGCTGCTAGGTTTTTCCCATTATAATTAACTATAACTAAGTTATAGTTAATTATAATGGGAAAAACCTAGGAAAGCCCGCTTAAGAACCCCCGTACTCCGGGGTTCTTATCTTATTAAGAGTAGGCCTCCCTTCTTATAGTTTTAAAGCCCTAATAAGAGGGGGCCCTTCGTTCTATGGAGCGGGGCCGCTTCTGTCCTTGGTTTTTCCTCGGGGGCCCCTAGCCCCAAGTCTGGGCGGGGCCGCCTTCGGTCTAGGGGCCCCCGACCATTATAATTAACTATAACTAAGTTATAGTTAATTATGTCCAAGCACCGCTTCCCCCTCGTAAGCCGGGGGCGGCCCTTCCTTCTTCCTACGGCTCTCCCTTCTACCCTCCGGCCTTCTACCCTCCGGCTCTCCTTCCCTCCGGTCCGGTCCGGTTCGGTTCGGTCCGGCTTGGAAAGATCCATTTAAATGAACTATAACTTAGTAGGTTATAGTTCATTTAAATGGATCTTTCCCCTCGTAGGCTCGGGGGCTCGGGGGCCCCCAGCCCATAGTATGGGCAGGGGCCCCCAACCCCAGCCCATAGTATGGGCTGGGGTTGGGGGCCCCTGCCCATACTATGGGCTGGGGGCCCCCGAGCCCCCCCGACCGCAGAAGGGCGGCCTACGAGCCCAAGGAAGAGCCCCTACGGTTTCCCATTATAAATAAGTTTAGTTAGACTAAACTTATTTATAAGGGGAAACCGTACCAAGGCCGGAGGGGCGGAGCGCAGCGTTAGAGGGAGCGGTTCTTGCAGAAGAAGGGAAAAACCAAGGAAAGAAGAACCCCTGTTCCAAGCAGAAAGGTCTACTTATAAGCTAGGACTTTTCGGTCCTGCTCTTAAGCAGAAAGGATTTCTCCTGCTGTTCTTCAGGAAAAACAAAGGGCTAGATCGGGGGAGCAACCTTAGAATTTTAGTCTAACTAAAATTCTAAGGTTGCTCCCCCGATCTAGCTGCAGACCGAAGTTTACTTATCCTATTATAACCGAAGGGTAATGGCCTAAGTATAGCTAGTTATAATAGGATAAGTAAACGGAGCGGTTTCCCTAGAGGCCCCGTACCCTTTCACTTTCAGTCTCGTAGGCCCCCTCTAGGCAGCAGTTCTTGCTCATATTTAGGTCTTATAAGATAAGACCCCTCCAGGGCCTGGAGGGGTTTTCTTTCTTATTTACTAAGTCTACGAGCCCGCCTTAAAAAGGAGGGGGGGGTTATCTTATACCACCTAAATAAGAGCAAGAACTGCTGCCTAGAGGGGGGACAGCTCCGATTCATAAAAGAGTCGGGGCCCCTATAAGAACCCCTCCTCCGTTGGGTAGGGTACGAGCCCCGCAGAAGACACTTTCAGTCCTTTCAGTGGCATAGAGCAGGGAAGACCTTTCAGCAGAAGGTCTTCCCTGCTCTATGCCACTGAAAGGTACCCCGAAGAACGGCTGCCAGGAAACAAAGGAGAAGCCCCTAAAAAAAAAGGGGTTCTTAAAAAAAAAAGACGCAGCAGATTAAGACGATGAAATAAGAAAAGTTTTTATTGTTAAAATAAAACTTTACAAACAATAAAAAAATTTTAATAATAAAAGTAAAAAGAATGTTATAGAAAGAAAAAAGGAAAATGTATAAAATTGATTATTGTATAATACATATTATTAATAAATAATATAAAAAGCACTTAAAAAAAAAACTTTGAGTATATTCGTATAATAAAAATTGACAATCAATAAAATTTTAAAAGGAATGAAAACAGGCAGTTTAAAACTCCCAAAAACCTCAAATTAGTTTTGAATAGCAAAAAAAAGATTTCTCTTTGTTTAAAACTTAAAGAAAAGAAATTGCTTTGTGTTTTTGTAAAAAATGACGTTTATTAATATATTTTTTTTATGTCAAATATTGGCACTACTGGACGTATCCCTTTATGGCTTGTTGGTACTGTTGTAGGTACAGCAGCTATTAGTTTATTAGCTATCTTTTTTTATGGATCTTATGTTGGTTTAGGTTCTTCTTTATAATCAAAAAGAATTTATGTTCTTTTAAAATTCCACGACGTAGTTTTTTAGTATAACGAAGTTAGCTGGTTTTTTTTGATTTGAACAACTGGCCTAGCGATTCGACGTGCTCCAAAAAAGGAAGGGCGGTTTCGCTTAAAGAAGGAAGAAGGAGGTTTAGTCCTTTCATCCTTTTTTGGAGTTCTACAAGACCCGCCGGGGCGGAGCAACCGGTCGGGGGTTCGATGGCCAGCAGAAGGGGTGGCCATCGAACCCCCGACCGGTTGCTTTCCTCCGCTTTCCCTCCGGCGAGGAATTTTTACCATTATAAATAAGTATAGCTAGACCCCTTCGGTCTATACTTATTTATAATGGTAAAAATTCCTCGCCGGAGGGAAAGCGGTGCTTGGGGTTCGATGGCCACCCCTGCTTCTGGGTTCGATGGCCACCCGCCCCTATATGGCCGGGGTGGCCATCGAACCCGTAGGAGGCCGGGGGCTCGATGGCCGCCCCCGGCCATATAGGGGGTGGCCATCGAACCCCAAGAACGGCTATTCCTCTCCCCTCCTACCGCCCCTCCGGCTACGGCTCCCCTCTTACCCTTCGGTCCCTACGGCTCCGGTTCCTTCTACCCGCCGGCTACCCTCCGGTCCGGCTACGGCTCCGGCTCCGGTGAGGTCCGGTTTCCTATTTAAACGGTTTCAAATCCGTTTAAATAGGAAAAACCTACAGAGAGGGCGGGTTCGTAGGCCACCCCGGCCAACGAGGGGCCCTTCTCTCATTCCCTTCGGTCCGGCTATGTTTTCTCCCTCCCCTCTTACGCTTCGCTCCCTACGGCTACGGCTTCGGTTTAAAAATAAGTGTAGCTAGACCCCTTCGGTCTAAACTTATTTTAAAACCGAAGCCGTAGCCGTAGGGAGCGAAGCGTAAGAGGGGAGGGAGAAAACATAGGGTTCGATGGCCACCCCCTCGATGGCCGAAGAAGGGGCGGCCATCGAGCCCCGGGTTCGATGGCCACCCCGGCCAGCGAGGGGCCATCGAGGGGAAGAGCCTGCTTCTACGAGGGGACGGCCTTTCCCTAATAGGTTTTTCCCATTATAAATAAGTTTAGTAAGACTAAACTTATTTATAATGGGAAAAACCTATTAGGGAAAGGCTCGGGGGCCCCAGCCCATAGTATGGGCTGGGGTCCCCTACGGCTCTCTCTTTCTCCCCTCTTTCCCTCCGGTCCCTACGGCTCCGGCTTAAAACTAAGTATAGACCGAAGGGGTCTAGCTATACTTAGTTTTAAACCGGAGGGGTGGAGAAAACCAAGGACGGGCTTTTCCTTGGGTTTTCCCCTTAAAACTAAGTAGAGTCTGACTCTACTTAGTTTTAAGGGGAAAACCCAAGGACGGGCCCCTGCCCCAAGTCTGGGCGGGGCCGCCTTCGGTCTAGGGGCCCCCGACCCCCAGCCCATAGTATGGGCTGGGGCCCCCCCGACCGCCCTTCTTTCCTATGTTTATCCCATTATAATTAATTATATTAAAATATAATTAATTATAATGGGATAAACATAGCAGCAGTTCCCCAGGCTTCTGAGACTCGACCCTTCAGTGGGGCAGGAAAGAACGGATTATATTCTTATAAATATAATCCGTTCCTTCCTTTTACCATTATAATTAACTATAACTAAATTATAGTTAATTATAATGGTAAAAGGAAGGAAAGCCACCAGCAGAAAGCCCTTTCTTTTTTCTATTATTATTAACCTAAGTATAGTTAATTAGAATAGGATAAGTAAACTTCTGGTGGTTCGAACTGCTGGTGACCTTTGTTTCATAGCCGAAGAGCAGGACTGAAAGGATATATGCCGGAGACCGAAGGGTCTTCCTCCTGCTGCAGAGTCTGCAGCAGGAGGAAGACCTTTCAGTCTTGGGGATCCTTTGTTTGGAGCACCTATTCTAAACATAAGAGAGAAAGAGTTTATAGGAGCACCCTTAGAATTTTAGTTAGACTAAATTTCTAAGGGTGCTCCTATAAACTCTTTCTCTCTTTGTTTGGAGCACCTATTCTAATAAACTATAACTTAGTTATAGTTTATTAGAATAGGTGCTCCAAACAAAGGATGAACGGGCACTGAAGATCCTGCTCTATGCCATGCCAAAATCCCCAGCAGGATGAAGACCTTTCAGGGGTTCTTCTGGCAGAAGACCTTTCAGGTAGCAGGACCGTAGGGTCCGAGCTTAGAAGTAGACCTTTCAGTGGCCTCTATACCGAAGGGGGCACACCTCTTATTAGGTTAGGACTTTAAAAAATAGAAGAAGGGCGGTCGGGGGGCCCCAGCCCATACTATGGGCTGGGGCCCCCGAGCCTACTCTTAAAAACATAAGAACCCCGGAGTCCGGGGGTTCCTCCTTCGGCGAACCAGAAGCCCCTTACAGTCTAGGGGCTCTATGCCTGCCCTTCTTCCTCTCGAAGGCATAGAGAACCCCTGCTGCTTTAAAAAAACCTTCGGTCTAAAAGGTCTTCTGCTGCGGACGGAGCAGGGGCTCTGTACCCTTCTAGGGGCACCCCTCTTATTAGGACTTTAAAAAATAGAAGAAGGGTCGGGGGGCCCCAGCCCATACTATGGGCTGGGGCCCCCGAGCGGCCTAATCTTAATAAGATAAGAACCCCGGAGGCTTACTGAAAGGTCTTCCCTGCTCTAAGCCACTGAAAGGTCTTCCCGGCTCTATGCCACTAAATTCTGCAAGCCCATTATAACTAATTAGATTCTTATAAGTAAGTAAGTTATAATGGCTTGGCAGAATTCAGTGCAGCAGAAGAAACCCCTCTCTGCCCTTCGATAGGAAGAAGGGCGGTCGGGGGCTCGGGGGCCCCTGCCCCAAGTTGGGGCAGGGGCCCCCGAGCCCCCGAGCCTACTCTTAATAAAATAAATAAATAAGAGTTCAGAGCACCGTGGGGAATCGGCGCCCCCTCTAGGGCTTTAAGGAATAAGGGTGTTCCAACCGGCGTTTAAGCCGGCCCCTCGATGGCCGGGGCTCGATGGCCGCCCGCCGAAGGAGGCCGGGGGCTCGATGGCCGCCCTGTCCTTGTTTTTCTCCACCCCCTATATGGCCGGGTGGCGGCCTTATAGCCCCTCCGGTTTAAAACTAAGTATAGCTAGACCCCTTCGGTCTATACTTAGGTTTAAGCCGGACCGGACCGGAGCCGGAGGGAAGGAGGCCGGAGGGTAGAAGGGAGCCGGAGGGGTAGAGGAAAAACAAGGAAAGAAGGAGGCCGGGGGTGGCCATCGAACCCTTGGTTTTTCCCTTCCTTTTCCCATTATAAATAAGTTTAGCTAGACCCCTTCGGTCTAAACTTATTTATAATGGGAAAAGGAAGGGAAAAACCAAGGACAGCCCTTCTGCCGAGTAGGCTTTTAAACTGAAGGGCGGCCTACTCTTAATAAGATAAGAGTTCCTTCTTTCCTGCCCCTCGTAGAAGAAGCCGCAGAAGGGCGGCCTTTCCCCTCGTAGGCCGCCCTTCTGCGGCTTCTTCTACGAGCCGGAGGGAAGGAGAGAGCCCCTTCGATGGCCCCTCGCTGAAGCAGGCTCGATGGCCGCCCTTCTTCCGGCCATATAGGAGGTGGCCATCGAACCCAGCAGAAGGGGCTCGATGGCCGCCCGCCGAAGGAGGCCATCGAGGGGGTGGCCATCGAACCCCGAAGGAGCTTTCCCCTCTTTCCCTCCGGTTAAAAGAGGAATTTTTACCATTATAAATAAGTTTAGCTAGACCCCTTCGGTCTAAACTTATTTATAATGGTAAAAATTATCCACCTTCGGGCTCTTCCCCTCGATGGCCCCTCGCTGGCCGGGGTGGCCATCGAACCCGGGGCTCGATGGCCGCCCCTTCTGCGGCCATCGAGGGGGTGGCCATCGAACCCTTGGGCTCGTAGGCCGCCCTTCTGCGGCCTACGAGGGGAAAGATCCATTAAAATGAACTATAACAAAGTTATAGTTCATTTTAATGGATCTTTCCAAGCCGGAGGGAAGAAGGGACGCCCCGGCTGCTTCTACGAGCCGGAGGGAAGGAGAGAGCCCCCTCGTAGAAGCAGCCGGGGCTCTCTCCTTCCCTCCGGCTCGTAGAAGCAGCCGGGGCGGCCTACGAGACTGAAAGGTCCAGAGCACCGCTTTCCCTCCGGTTTCCCATTATAAATAAGTTTAGACCGAAGGGGTCTAGCTAAACTTATTTATAATGGAAAACCGGAGGGAAAGCGGTGCTCTGGACCTTTCAGTCTCGTAGGCCGCCACGGCTGCTTCTACGAGCCGGAGGGAAGGAGAGAGGGGAAAGCCCATTATAATTAACTATAACTAAGTTATAGTTAATTATAATGGGAAAAGGACAGCCCTTCTGCTTCGGTCCTTTCTTCAAGAACTCGGGGTTTCCTCTTCTAGAAGGGGAGAATCTACGAAGGGGTTCTTCTAGAAGGATTTCTGCTGCTGCAGACTGGGGGGGGGGGTCCTATAAAGCAGCAAGCTGCAGAGTCTTATAACTTTCAGTCTTATAAGTTAAGTATACTTAAGTTAAGTATACTTAAGTTAAGTATACTTAAGTTAAGTCTACTTAAGTTAAGTCTACTTAAGTTAAGTCTACTTAAGTTAAGTCTACTTAAGTTAAGTCTACTTAAGTTAAGTAAGACTGAAAGGGCTGCTGCTGGTGGTATCCCTTTCAGTCCTTTCAGTATAGGAAGGTTTCTCGTAAGGTTTCTTATTAAGTTATTTTATAATAAACTTAATAAGAAACCTTCTACTAGCAGACTGAAAGGTACTTATTTATAAGTTTTCTTATAATAAGTAACTTATAAGTTAATTATTATAAGAAAAAGGAATAGGCCACTATAATTAACTTAAGTTAATTATAAACCAAACCCGTAGCACCGGGATCCTGCTGGTCACCTTTGTTTGGAGCACCTATTATAATTTACGATAACTTAGTTATAGTTAATTATAATAGGTGCTCCAAACAAAGGAAAGACTGAAAGGACTGAAAGGGTCCTTTAAGTTCAGTTTTATAAGTAAAGTAAGTGGCCCATCGACTTATAAGTAAGTAAGTAAGTAAGTAAGTAAGTAAGTAAGTAAGTAAGTAAGTAAGTAAGTATAAGTAAGGTCTTCTTCCGGAGGCCCGGGGTTCTTCAGCGATTCTTCGGCGTTTAAAGAAGAACAGCCGGTTTCGCAGAAGAACCCCTTTCAGTGCCACTGAAAGGACTGAACCTCCTTCGCAGAAGCGCCCTTTAAAAGTTCAGTTTTTTCAGTGGTCTCCTACGGCGGCCCTTAGACTGAAAGGTCTACTGCCAAGCTTGGGGCTAGGGCTTTCCTTTGTTTCAAAGGAGCAGGACCGTAGGGTCTCTCTTTCCCTACGGCTTGACCCTTTCAGTAAGGACTGAAAGGGTCAAGCCGTAGGGAAAGAGAGACCCTACGGTCCTGCTCCTTTGAAACAAAGGGAGGCTGCCAGCAGGATCCCGGTGCTCCGGTTTCTTATTATAAATAAGTTTAGTAGAACTAAACTTATTTATAATAAGAAACCGGAGCACTGGGCTGTCCTTGGGTTTTCCCATTAGAATTAACTATAACTTAGTTATAGTTAATTCTAAAGGGAAAACCCAAGGAAAGAAGCAGCCGGTGTTCTGCGGTTCTTGCAACCGGTTGCTCCTCTCGAACACCGGTGTTCTTCGGAGCAGCCGGCTGCTCTTCGGCTTAAACGCCGGCGTTAAAGCCGAAGAGCAGCCGGTTGCTCCGAAGAACACCGGTGTTCGTCTGCTGGGTTCTTGCAACAGGTTGCTCCGAAGAACACCGGCGGAGGAGACCCTACGAATTGCTGCGACCCCTCTTAAGAGCACCCTTATAATTTTAGTTAGACTAAACTTATAAGGGTAGACCGCTCCACTCTCTCTTATGTAAGTTTCATAGCGGAATAGCACCCATTCTAATAAACTATAACTTAGTTATAGTTTATTAGAATAGGGCTTTCCCCTCTTCCCCTCTTCCTATGTTTTCTCCACCCCTTCGGTTTATAATTAACTATAACAAAGTTATAGTTAATTATAAACCGAAGGGGTGGAGAAAACATAGCCGGACCGAAGCCGGAGGGAAGGAGGCCGGAGCCGTAGGGAACGAAGTGGTAGAGGGAAGGAAGGGCCGGGGCTATATGGCCGCCCTTCTTCCGGCCATATAGGGGGTGGCCATCGAACCCTTTCTCCACCCCTCCGGTTTATAAATAAGTTTAGCTAGACCCCTTCGGTCTAAAATTTTAAACCGGAGGGGTGGAGAAAACATAGCCGGACCGGACCGGAGCCGGACCGGAGGGTAGCCGGAGCCGTACCGAAGCCGGAGGGAACGAAGTGGTAGAGGGGAGACGAAGTGGTAGAGGGAAGGAACCGGAGCCGTAGGGACCGGAGGGAAAGAGGGGAGCCGTAGGGTAGAGCCGGACCGGACCAAACCGGACCGGACCGGAGGGTAGGAGAGGAAGGAGGCCGCCGTAGGGGATAGGGTAGCGAAGTGGTAGAGGAGCCGTACCGGACCGGACCGGACCGGAGGGTAGCCGGAGCCGTAGGGACCGGAGGGAAAGAGGGAAGGGAACGAAGTGGTAGAGGGAGCCGGACCGGACCGAACCGGACCGGAGGGTAGCCGGAGCCGTAGAGACCGGAGGGAAAGAGGGAAGGCCGGAGGGTAGAAGGCCGGAGCCGTAGGGAACGAAGTGGTAGAGGGAAGGCCGGACCGGAGCCGGACCGGAGCCGGAGCCGTAGCCGTAGGGAACGAAGTGGTAGAGGGGAGGGAGGGAGAGCCGGAGGGTAGAAGGAACCGGAGCCGTACCGGACCGGAGGGTAGCCGGAGCCGGAGGGAACGAAGTGTAAGAGGGAACCGGAGGGAACGTAGTGGTAGAGGGACGAAGTGGTAGAGGGGAGCCGTAGGGTAGAGCCGGACCGGACCGGAGGGAACGAAGTGGTAGAGGAGCCGGAGGGTAGAAGGAAGGAAGGGCCGGGGTGGCCTACGAACCCTATGTTTTTTCCTTCCTTTCTCCACCCCTCCGGTTTATAAATAAGGTTAGTTAGACTAAACTTATTTATAAACCGGAGGGGTGGAGAAAGGAAGGGAAAAACAAAGGAAAGCCGCTCTCAGAACCGCTATGAAACAAAGGATAAGCCGAGCACTAAAAGGTTACTTACTTATAAGAGGCGAGGGGAAGACCCCAAGTAGGGGCTAGGGGTCCGCCTACCCTTTCAGCCCTTTCAGTTACCCCGACTGAAAGGACTGAAAGGATCCGGGCCTATTAGAATTTATTACCCCTATAGGAAATTAATTATAAAAAGAAAATTTCCTTGAACCTTTCAGTTACCCCGACTGAAAGGACTGAAAGGATCCGGGCCTATTAGAATTTCCTGTAAGGAAATTCGAATAGGAAACTCCCTCTTTTCATTTAAAAGACCTTACTTACTTACTTACTTATAAGTCTGGCGAGGGAAACCTCCTTCGGCCGGCAAGAACCCCAAGCAGAACACCGGTTTCGTATTATAACTAATTATATTTAAAGATAATTAGTTATAATACGAAACCTTCTTCTGCTTTAAGGCGGCTCCCCCTTATAGGAAGGACCCTTATAGGATCCTTATAATTTTATATAGACTAAAATTCTAAGGGTGCTCCTATAAACCGCTCTCAGAACTGCTATAAACTTTTTCATTCTTTGTTTTTCCTGAAGAACAGCAGGTAAGAACTGCTGGTTCTTCTTCTGCTTCCAGAAAACCTTTCAGTGGCATTTTCACTTTTATGTAAGTTTTATAGCAGTGCTTAAGTTGATAAGAGCGGCTTTCCACCTCGATGGCTGCTTCGGAAGAAGGGCGGCCATCGAGCCCCTCTTCCTTGGTTTTTCCTATTATAAATAAGTTTAGACCGAAGGGGTCTAGCTAAACTTATTTATAATAGGAAAAACCAAGGAAGAGGGGCTCGATGGCCGCCCTTCTTCCGAAGCAGCCATCGAGGGGGAAAGCCCTATTCTAATTAACTATAGCTTAATAAGTTAGAGTTTATTATAATGGGTCGGGGCACCCCTCTTTTAAGGGCTTCTTCGATAGTAGGGCTCGTATGCCGCCCTTCTCTCTTTCCCTTCGGTAAAGCCTCCGAGGAAAGCGGCCTACTCTTAATAATAATAAGAACCCCCAAGACTGAAAGCGGCTGCTGCCAGACTCTGGGGTTCTTATTTCTTAAGAGTAGGCCGCGCCCTGCCCCTCGATGGCCGGGGCCATCGAACCCGAAGGAAGAAGGAGGAGCCATTTTAAAAGCCTACGCGGGCCCCTACGGTCTTGGGGGAAAAACCAAACCATAAATTTCTTACTTCCTACTAAGCACTCTATTAATAGAGTTCTTAGAAGGAAGTAAGAAATTTATGGTTTGTTTCATAGGAGCACCTGGCAGCAGTTATTGCAGACCTTCTAGTACCCTTCGGTATAGGTGCTCCCCCCCCCCGCCTTGTCTTATTATAAATAAGTTTAGTATAACTAAACTTATTTATAATAAGACATGGTGGGGAGCCTTCCCTACATACGCCCAAGCCCCCTCGTAGGCTTTTAAAATGGCTCCTCCTTCTTCCTTCGGGTTCGATGGGCCCGGCCATCGAGGGGCAGGGCGCGGCCTACTCTTAAGAATTAATAAATAAATAAGAGTGGCAGAAGCCCCCTCTCTGCCCGGAATAAGGGCGGTCGGGGGCCCCAGCCCCAACTTGGGGCTGGGGCCCGTCCTTGGTTTTTCCCCTTAAAACTAAGTATAGTCAGACTATACTTAGTTTTAAGGGGAAAAACCAAGGAAGAGCCTACTCTTAACAAACAAACAAACCGAAAAGGAAAGAACAAACCTCAGGAGGGCAAACAAACAAGAGTTCCTTCTTTCCCCTCGATGGCCCCTCGCTGGCCGGGGGGGTCGGGGGCTCGGGGGCCCCTGCCCCAAGTTGGGGCAGGGGCCCCCAACCCCAGCCTTGGGGCTGGGGCACCCGAGCCCTCGAACCCGGGGATCGATGGCCGCCCTTCTTCCGGCCATCGAGGGGGTGGTAGGGGGCTCGGGGGCCCCTGCCCCAAGTTGGGGCAGGGGCCCCCAACCCCAGCCTTGGGGCTGGGGCTCGGGGGCCCCAGCCCCACGGCTGGGGTTGGGGGCCCCTGCCCCAACTTGGGGCAGGGGCCCCCGAGCCCCAATTCCCGAGCCATCGAACCCTTGGTTTTTACCTTCCTTTTCCCTTATAATTTTAGCTAGACCCCTTCGGTCTAAACTTATTTATAATGGGAAAAACCAAGGACATAATTAACTATAACTAAGTTATAGTTAATTATGTCCTTGGTTTTTCCCATTATAAATAAGTTTAGACCGAAGGGGTCTAGCTAAAATTATAAGGGAAAAGGAAGGTAAAAACCAAGGACAGCCCCCCCTCTAGGGCTTTAAAAATGAAGGGCGGCCGTTATAGTCCCCTCTTATTAGGACTTTAAGGATAGAAGAAGGGCGGCCTACTTTAAGAGTGGGCCCTTCTGCTGCTGCTCGAAGCATTTTAAAATGGCTCCTCCTTCTTTAATCCTCTTTCCCCTTCGGTTAAAGGCGCGCGGCCTACTCTTAAGAAAAGAAATAAGAGGGGGGCCCATCGTAGGCTTTAAAAATGAAGGGCGGTCGGGGGCTCGGGGGCCCCTGCCCCAAGTTGGGGCAGGGGCCCCCAACCCCAGCCCATACTATGGGCTGGGGCTCGGGGGCCCCAGCCCATAGTATGGGCTGGGGCCCCCCGAGCCTACTCTTAACAAATAAGAACCCCTGCCTTGTCTGGGGTGGTCCCCTTCGGTCTCTGCAGCAGGAGGAAGACCTTCTAGCCCCTACGGTCCTGCTTCCGGAAAAGGGGTTAGCTCCAGCCCATTCCCCCTATAACTTAGTTATAGGGGGAATAGGAAAAAAAAAGAGTGAACGGGCCCCTATACCGAAGGGCCCCATACTAGGGGGCCCCTTCGGTATAGGGACCCGTTCCCAAGACCGAAGGGTCTTCTACTGCAGAGTCAGGGGGCAGATCGGCTCCCCTTAAAGGAGCAGAAGAACCCCTTTCAGTCTTGGGCTCTTCCGTTCCTCCTCCCCTCCGGTTCCCTTTGTTCCTTTTCCCATTATAAATAAGTTTAGACCGAAGGGGTCTAGCTAAACTTATTTATAATGGGAAAAGGAACAAAGGGAACCGGAGGGGAGGAGGAAAGGAAGAGCCCAAAGAGGAAAACCCTGCTCTTTTAAAAGGAGCCCCAAGTACGCAGGAGCAGAAAGCCTTACTGAAAGGAAAGAGCCGAAGGGTTCTTAAAAGGAGCAGCAGTTCTTGGTCGGGGGGGGGCCCCCAACTTGGGGCTGGGGGCCCCCGAGCCCCTAGACTGAAAGGCGGGTTCGTTCTGCTGCTGCGTACTTGGGGGCTAGGGGCCCGTTATGAAATTTTTTATAAGTAAGCACTATATTAATTAATAAAGTTTTTACTTATAAGAAATTTCGTTCTTTTCCAGCAGGACTGAAAGGGGAGGGGGTCTTCTAGTGCTACAGACTCCGGGGTTCTTATTCTTATTTATTAAGAGTAGGCTCTTCCTTGGTTTTCTCCTCCCCTCCGGCTTAAAACTAAGTATAGTCTGACTATACTTAGTTTTAAGCCGGAGGGGAGGAGAAAACCAAGGACGGGCCCCAGCCTTCTGCCAAGTATGGGCTGGGGTCCCCTACGGCTCTCTCTTGGTTTTCTCCTCCCCTCCGGCTTAAAACTAAGTATAGTCTGACTATACTTAGTTTTAATGGGAAAAACCAAGGACGGGCCCCCAGCCCATAGTTGGGGCTGGGGGCCCCCAACCCCCGACCGCCCTTCTCTCTTTCCCTTCGGTAAAGCCTACGAGGGGGTTGGCCCCCTTCGGTCTCCGCAGCAGTTCTGAGAACCCCTTTCAGTCCTGCTGGAGAACAAAAAGAGTGCTCCGTTTTCTTCTTATAAATAAGTATAGTTATACTAAACTTATTTATAAGAAGAAAAAGGGAAACCGGGTACGCCGGTTCTTAAAGGCGGTTCTTGCAACCGGTTGCTCTTCCGCGAAGAACACCGGTTTCCCGGTTTCCCTACATACGCCCAAGCCCCAACAGAGCAGGGGCCTGCTCTTCGGCTATGAAACAAAGCAGAAATCCTCCCTAAAAAGTTTCGTATTATACTTAATATATATAAATATTTATCATACGAAACTTTTTAGGGAGTCGCCCAGGAAAAGGAAATAGGTTCCACCCTCCTTACAGTACCCCCAGGAAAGAAAAGGAAGAAAAAAGGAAAAAAGAAGGAAGAAAGAGCGGTTCTTGAGGAATAGCTGACCCATACGATAAAACTCCATACTGGGTTCACGGCACATTTGTCTTCTTTTTCTTTCTTATAGAAACCATATTTATAAGAAGACAAATTTTTTTATTATAAATTCCCTAGGGGTTTATAAGCTGAACGCCAAAAAGCTCTTGGTTGATGCTGAATTAACTTACTTAGCGAAGCGTACTGGCCCACTACCCTTCGGTAAGCGAAGCGTACTGGCTTAGCGACGCGTACTGGCCCACTACCCTTCGGTTAGCGAAGCGGACTGGCTTAGCGAAGCGTTTCCTTGGTTTTTCCTCGGGGGCCCCTAGCCCCAAGTTGGGGCTAGGGGCCCCCAACCATTAAAATTAACTATAACCTGGTTATAGTTAATTTTAATGGGAAACCGGAGGGAAAGCGGAGGACGGCCCACTACCCTTCGGTTAGCGAAGCGGTTCCTTTCTCCACCCCCTATATGGCCGGAAGAAGGGCGGCCATATAGCCCCTTCGGTTTAAAATTAACTATAACCAGGTTATAGTTAATTTTAAACCGAAGGGGTGGAGAAAAACAAGGACGGTCGGGGGGGCCCCAGCCCATACTTGGGGCTGGGGGCCCCCGAGCCCCAGCCTTGGGGCTGGGGCCGTCCTTGGTTTTCTCCCTCCCTCCCCTCTACCACTTCGTTCCCTACGGCTACGGCTCCGGCTCCGGCTTAAAACTAAGTATAGCTAGACCCCTTCGGTCTATACTTAGTTTTAAGCCGGAGCCGGAGCCGTAGCCGTAGGGAACGAAGTGGTAGAGGGGAGGGAGGGAGAAAACCAAGAGAGAGCCGTAGGGGACCCACTACCCTTCGGTTACTTAGCGAAGCGGACTGGCTTAGCGAAGCGGACTGGCTTACTTACTTATAAGTGTGAAACCTTCAGCCGAGGGGGGGGGGAAAGCAGCAACGAAGTTGCGTAAGGAGGAAGCCTTATTTTATAAGCCCGTCTGCCCTAAATAGGGCAGGGGCCCTAGACCCCCGAATGAACACTTATCAGGTTAGCTTTATGAACCGCTGCTCTTCTGCCCCCTAAGGTCTACTGTTCTTCTTGGTGAAGAGGAACAGGGAGAAGATCTTACTTATAAGTATTCGTACAGCTTCTTTAAGCTAAAAAAAGAAATGGACTTTTTTTTTTAAGTATGAGCGTAGCTCATTTAGTTTGAGATAAAAGTAAAGTCTATATTTGATAGATTTTTAGACTTTATTTTTTTTTTATTTATTTGAACCGGAAGAGGGTTGAGCCGTGCTGTCGGGGGCTCTTGGACTGAAAAATCTTTTAAAGGACTGAAAGGGAGGGGGAAGCGGTGCTTGGACATAATTAACTATAACTAAGTTATAGTTAATTAGAATGGCAGAAGAAAAGGACGGAATTTTTACCATTATAAATAAGTTTAGTTAGACCGAAGGGGCTCTTCCTTGTTTTTTCCCATTAGAATTAACTATAACTAAGTTAGAGTTAATTCTGTCCTGCCCCTCGTAGGCTCGGGGGCCCCAGCCCCAAGGCTGGGGCCCCCGACCGCAGAAGGGCGGTCGGGGGCCCCAGCCTTGGGGCTGGGGCCCCCGAGCCCTTCCTTCTACCCTCCGGCTTCCCTTCGGTCCGGCTTGGAAAGATCCATTTAAATGAACTATAACTTTGTTATAGTTCATTTAAATGGATCTTTCCCCTCGTAGGCCGCAGAAGGGAGGGCTACGAGCCCAAGGAAGAGCCCGAAAGAGATTTCCCTCCGGGCTCGTAGGCCGCCCTTCTGCGGCCTTTCCTATGTTTTCTCCACCCCTTCGGTTTATACTTAACTATAACGTTGTTATAGTTAATTATAAACCGAAGGGGTGGAGAAAACATAGGAAGAGGCAGAAGGCTTTCCCCTCGATGGCCGGGGCTCGATGGCCGCCCCTTCTGCGGCCATCGAGGGGGTGGCCATCGAACCCTTGTTTTTTCCCTTTATAATTAATTATAAGTTCCTTATAATTATTTATAAAGGGAAAAAACAAGGGTTCGCTGGCCACCCCCTCGATGGCCGCAGAAGGGGCGGCCATCGAGCCTGCTTCAGCGAGGGGTCCGAAGGGAGAATTTTTACCATTATAAATAAGTATAGACCGAAGGGGTCTAGCTATACTTATTTATAATGGTAAAAATTCCTAGCCCATTATAATTAACTATAACTAAGTTATAGTTAATTATAATGGGAAACCGGAGGGGTTCGTAGGCCACCCCCGGCCTCCTTCTTTCCTTGTTTTTCCTCTACCCCTCCGGCCTCTTACGCTCTGCTACCCTTCGGTCCCTCCGGTCCGGCTTAAACCTAAGTATAGACCGAAGGGGTCTAGCTATACTTAGTTTTAAACAGGAGGGGTGGAGAAAAACAAGGACAGGGCGGCCATCGAGCCCCGGCTTCTTCTACGAGGGGAAAGCGGAGGAAGGCAGAAGAAAAGGACGTAATTTTTACCATTATAAATAAGTTTAGTCTAACTAAACTTATTTATAATGGTAAAAATTCGGATTTCTGTTCTTCCTAATAGGTTTTTCCCATTATAATTAACTATAACTTAGTTATAGTTAATTATAATGGGAAAAACATAGGAAAGCCCACCAAGCATCGGTGCTTGGACTTATTTATAATGGTAAAAATTCCGTCCTTTTCTTCTGCCATTATAATTAACTATAACTTAGTTATAGTTAATTATAATGGGAAAAACATAGGAAAGAAGAACCGCCGCCCCTTATAAGTTTAGTCTAACTAAAATAATAAGGGTGCTCTTTAAAAAGGAGGGGATCCCTCGCAGCAGGCGAGACCGGTCGGTGCGGAGCAACCGCTCGGGGTTCTTCGGAGCACCCGGCGGTTGCTCCGCCCCGACCGGTTGCTCCGCACCGAGCGGCGGTTCTTGCACTTCCCGTATACTTATCCTATTCTAATTAACTATACTTAGGTATAATTAATTATAATAGGAAAACTTCTGGCAGCGAAGCAGCCCGGTTCTTGCGGTTCTTGCAACCGCAAGAACCGCAAGAACCGGTGCTGCTGGGTTCTTGCAACCGGTTGCTCCTCTCGAACACCGGCGTTTAAGCCGAAGAGCAGCCGGCTGCTCTTCGGCTTAAACGCCGGTGTTCTTATTTCCTTGGTTTTTCCTCGGGGGCCCCTAGCCCCAAGTTGGGGCTAGGGGCCCCCGACCATTATAATTAACTATAACTAAGTTATAGTTAATTATAATGGGAAAAACCAAAAAAGAGCAACCGGTCGGGGCGGAGCACCCGCCGGGTGCTCCGAAGAACCCCGAGCGGCGAAGCAGCCGGCCGGCTGCTTCGCCGCTCGGGGTTCTTCGGAGCACCCGGCGGGTGCTCCGCCCCGACCGGTTGCTCCTTAAAAAGAACACCGGTTTCCCAGTGCCCTTTTTTCTTATTAGAAATAAGTTTAGTTATACTAAACTTTTTTCTAATAAGAAAAGGAGGGGGAGCCTTTCCCTACATAAGCAAGAACTGCTCCGTACGGGGGGGTTCTAGCCCCTTCGGTCTCTGGCGGCGAAGCAGCCAGCCCTTCCCTTCTAGAAGAACCCCGAGAGAAGAAAGGGGTTAGCTGAGCCCCCTCTATGCCCGGAAGAAGGGCTCCTTCGGCGCCTATAGCCCCAGCCCATTATAATTCACGATAACTAAATTATAGTTAATAATAAGAGGGCTTTCCTATGTTTTTCCCATTATAATTAACTATAACTAAGTTATAGTTAATTATAATGGGAAAAACATAGGAAAGCCGTTCTTCGGCTATGAAACCAAGGAAGAGGAAGGTGGAGCACCCTTATAAGTAAGTTTAGTCTAACTAAAAAAGGGTGCCTTCCGATCAGCAGAAAGCCCTTCCTACATTAATAAACTTACTTATAAGTAAGTTTATTAATGTAGGAAACAAAGGAGTCTCCAGCCCATTATAACTTATTCTTACTTATAAGTTATAATGGATGGGGCTCTCTGCGCCCCTTAAAGGAGCCCTTCTTCCGGGCATAGCGGGTCTCAGCTAACCCCTTTCTTCTCTCGGTGCTCCTCTCGAGGAAAACCCTAGAAGGGGTTTCTTCTGCTCCTTTAAGGGGTTCTTGCAGAGCTGCCCAGAGACCGAATGCGGCTGCTGCCAGACAAGGCAGGGATTCTTCGAGTAGGCTCTTCCTTGGTTTTCTCCTCCCCTCCGGCTTAAAACTAAGTATAGACCGAAGGGGTCTAGCTATACTTAGTTTTAAGCCGGAGGGGAGGAGAAAACCAAGAACGGGCTTGGGGGCCCCTGCCCCAAGTTGGGGCAGGGGCCCCCAACCCCAGCCCCAAGGCTGGGGCCCCCGACCGCCCATAAGCCTACTCGGCAGAAGGGCCCACTCTTGTTTGTTAAGAGTAGGCTCGGGGGCCCCAGCCCCAAGTATGGGCTGGGGCCCCCGACCGCCCTTCTTCCTTAAAGCCCTAGAGGGGGGCCCACTCTTCTGTAACGCCCGCCCTTCAGGAAAGGCAGAGAGGGGGTGCTTATGTTTTTAAGAGTAGGCCGGCCTTCTCTCGAAGGCAGTTCTTGAGGCACTCTTCTATAACGGCCGCCCGTCAATAACGCCCGGCAGAGAGGGGCTGTCCTTGGTTTTCTCCTACCCTGAGGTTTTTCCCATTATAAATAAGTTTAGTCTAACTAAACTTATTTATAATGGGAAAAACCTCAGGGTAGTAGAAAACCAAGGGTTCGATGGCCACCCCCGGCCGCAGAAGGGGCGGCCATCGAGCCCCGGCCCTTCCCTCTACCCCTCCGGTCCCTCCGGCTCCGGCTATGTTTTCCTCTACCCCTCCGGCGAGGAAGTTTTCCCCTTATAAATAAGTTTAGCTAGACCCCTTCGGTCTAAACTTATTTATAAGGGGAAAACTTCCTAGCTCCGGCTTAAAACTAAGTTTAGACCGAAGGGGTCTAGCTAAACTTAGGTTTAAGCCGGAGGGACCGGAGGGGTAGAGGAAAACATAGGAAGAGGGGAAAGAAGGAAATCTTATCTTATTAAGAGTAGGCCGACCTTCTTACGGCCTTTCCTCCGCTTTCCCTCCGGTTTCCCATTATAATTAACTATAACTTAGTTATAGTTAATTATAATGGGAAACCGGAGGGAAAGCGGAGGAAAGGCCGGCCATCAAGCCTTTCCTTGTTTTTTCCCATTATAATTAACTATAACTTAGTTATAGTTAATTATAATGGGCTAGGAATTTTTACCATTATAAATAAGTATAGACCGAAGGGGTCTAGCTATACTTATTTATAATGGTAAAAATTCCTCGCCGGAGGGAAAGCGGTGCTTGGGGTTAGATGGCTCGGGGGCCCCAGCCCCAAGCATGGGCTGGGGCCCCCGAGCCATCGAAGGGGCTTTTCCTTGGGCTCGTAGGCCGCCCTTCTGCGGCCTTTCCTCCGCTTTCCCTCCGGTTTCCCCTTATAATTAACTATAACTTTGTTATAGTTAATTATAAGGGGAAACCGGAGGGAAAGCGGTGCTTGGAAGAGGGGAAAGATCCATTTAAATGAACTATAACCTACTAAGTTATAGTTCATTTAAATGGATCTTTCCAAGCCGGACCGAACCGAAGCCGTAGCCGTAGGGAACGAAGTGGTCTACCCGGACCGGACCGGAGGGTAGGAGAGCCGGACCGGACCGGAGGGTAGGAGAGGAGAGAAGGGAGGGAGAGCCGGACCGGAGCCGTAGCCGTAGCCGTAGGGAACGAAGTGGTAGAGGGGAGGGAGGGAGAGAAGGAAGGGCTCGGGGGCCCCAGCCCCAAGGCTGGGGCCCCCGACCGCCCCGGCTGCTTCTACGAGGGGAAGAGGGGGTGCCCTGAGGAACTGCTCTTCGGCTATGAAACAAAGCAGAAATAAGGTTTCCCTTTGTTTCATAGGAGCACCTATTAGAATTAACTATAACTTAGTTATAGTTAATTCTAATAGGTGCTCCTATGAAACAAAGGAGCAGTTCCCAGGCGTTTAAGGACCAGCCGTACCGGCGGCTCCCCTCAGCAACCGGTTGCTGAGGGGAGCCGCCGGTACGGCTGGTCCTTAAACGCCTGGGAACTGCTCCTTTTTTGGTTTATAATTAACCTAAGTTAATTATAAACCAAAACCGACAGATACTGAAAGAAATGGAAGGCTGCTACGCTGCCAGTTCGTTTTTTTAGTGGTCTACCCCTCAAGAACTGCCTTCTTTTTTAGGAAGAAGAGCTCCTTTTAAAGGCGCATAGAGCCCCTGCCTTTTAAAAACCCTTCGGTCTGAAAGGTCTTCCTCCTGCTGTTCTACGGACTCCGGGTTGGGCCCCTCCTTCGGCTCGTCCTTGGTTTTCTCCTACCCTGAGGTTCCTTTTCCCATTATAAATAAGTTTAGTCTAACTAAACTTATTTATAATGGGAAAAGGAACCTCAGGGTAGGAGAAAACCAAGGGTTCGATGGCTCGGGGGCCCCAGCCCCAAGGCTGGGGCTCGGGGGCCCCCAGCCCCAAGTATGGGCTGGGGCCCCCCCCGACCACCCCCTATATGGCCGCAGAAGGGGCGGCCATCGAGCCCTCCGGAGGAGGCCTCCTTCTTTCCTTGTTTTTTCCCCTTAAAACTAAGTATAGACCGAAGGGGTCTAGCTATACTTAGTTTTAAGGGGAAAAAACAAGGACAGGGCGGCCATCGAGCCCCGGCCCTTTTTTTCCTCTTTCCCTCCGGTCCCTACGGCTCCGGCTCTCCCTTCTACCCTACGGCATTCTCTCCCTCCTACCCTACGGCTACGGTCCGGCTCTCCTTCCCTCCGGTCGGGGGGGGCCAGCCCATACTATGGGCTGGGGCCCCCGAGCCCCAGCCCATACTATGGGCTGGGGCTCGGGGGCCCCAGCCCATAGTATGGGATGGGGCCCCCCAACCCCCGAGTCCGGTCCGGTTCGGTTCGGTACGGCTATGTTTTCTCCCTCCTACCCTCCGGTCGGGGGCCCCAGCCCATACTATGGGCTGGGGCCCCCGAGCTCCGGCTTAAAAAGAAATTTAGCTAGACCCCTTCGGTCTAAACTTATTTTAAAGGGTTGGGGGCCCCTAGCCCCAACTTGGGGCTAGGGGCCGAAAAACATAGAGAGAGGGGAAAGCAGCGGCGACCGAAGGGTTTTTAAAAGGCAGGGGCTCTATGCGCCTTTAAAAGGAGCTCTTCTTCCTAAAAAAGAAGGCAGTTCTTGAGGGGGAGAGCACTGAAAGGTCACTTATAAGTACGTAAGACTTGGGGGCAGGGCAGATCCGCCCCGCAGCAGGAGGAAGACCCTTCAGTGCTCGGCTAGGAATTTTTCTTATTCTAAATTAGTTTAGTAAAACTAATTTAGAATAAGAAAAATTCCTAGCCGAGCACTGAAGGGTCTTCCTCCTGCTGCAGGTAACAAAGAGCCTATCGTATTATAATTTAGTAGACTTATAATTAGACGAAAGTAGAATACGAAACCTTCCCCCGCTTCGTGCTACTTCGTTGGAGCGAAGCAGCCTAAAATAAGAAGACTTACGCCATTCTTAAGGGAGTCCAGCCTGCTTCGCTCTCCGAGTTAGACCATTTCCCCGGTTAACTTCTAAGGTTTCCCTAGCAGAAGCGGAATGGGGTTCTTGGCTGAACACCGTTCAGCTTCTTCCTACGCAGAAGGGGGGAAAGAGGCTGGGGGAAAGATGTACTTACTTATAAGTGTTCAGTCGGGGGCACAAATGGGGGCAGGACGCGGAGCTGTCCCCAAGCCCAATGTAGAGGACAGCAAAAATAAGCTCCAGCCGTTATTTTGAGGGACGACCTAACCTTATAAGAATTTGCGTAAGAGGCCTTACCTTATAAGTACCCTACGGTAAGCTTTTTTTTATTTATTAGAATCCAAAGGGAATTTTTAGGCGGGTTCGCATTATTCAGTCTGCTTCGTACCTCTACCCTTACTACTTATAAGTAATAAGGGAAAAAAGGGCGGCTTCTTCTTAAATAAGTAATCGGGAAATACGTTCTTATAAGCTAGACTGCGCAAAGAATAGCAGGCGAAACTAAAAAGGTTGCGTAAGAGGAAAAGACTAAATAGGACCTTCAAATAACCAGGATATTTAAATAGGAGGAAGGTTTTTTTCTATAAAAACTGTTTGTTTTTTATAGTACTCTTTTTGAGATTATTGTAATTTATACTTGTTTAAGGTTTGATTCCATCTTATTGTTTTATCCTTTCAAAAATAAAACCCGGTCTTCCTGAAAGACGGGCTGCTTAGAGGAACTGCTTCTCTACTGAAAGGTCTTCCTAGATTCAGCAGTTCCTCGAAGCAGCACTGCTGCCGGTTTCCATAGAAGCAGGCTCTTCGCAAAGAACTGCTGCCGAGTACGCCGCCCTGCCCACTGAAAGGGTCGAGTCTCATCAGCCGGATTCTTGCCGAGTAGGCCGCCCTTCCCCCCACTGAAAGGGTCGAGTCTCATCAGCCGGGGCCTCCGAGGCAATAACCCGGCCTCCTAGACAATAACCCGGCTGATGAGATCCGAGACCGGGCTTTTTTCGCGTACTGAAAGGATCTGTTCCCTTTCAGTCCTTTCATTGCTCGGGGGCACTGAAAAGACTGAAAGGGTCTTGTGCTCCTTCGGGTTCGATGGCTCTTCCTTTCTCCCTCCCCTCTTACACTTCGTTCCCTACGGCTCCGGCTCCGGCTTAAAACTAAGTATAGACCGAAGGGGTCTAGCTATACTTAGTTTTAAGCCGGAGCCGGAGCCGTAGGGAACGAAGTGTAAGAGGGGAGGGAGAAAGGACGGGCTTGGGGGCCCCTGCCCCAAGTTGGGGCTAGGGGCCCCCGACCCCAGCCCCAAGGCTGGGGCTCGGGGGCCCCCAGCCCCAAGGCTGGGGGCCCCCCCGACCACCCCCGGCCGCAGAAGGGCCGGCCATATAGCCCCGGCCCTTCCTTCCCTCTACCCCTACGGTCCGGCTCCGGCTACCCTCCGGTCCGGCTATGTTTTCTCCACCCCCGGCCTCCTTCGGGTTCGATGGCTCGGGGGCTCGGGGGCCCCTGCCCCAAGTTGGGGCAGGGGCCCACAACCCCAAGGCTGGGGCCCCCGACCACCCCGGCCATATAGGGGCGGGCGGCCATATAGCCCCTTCGTTTTTAAACTAAGTTTAGCTCTACCCCTTCGGTCTAAACTTAGTTTTAAGCCGGAGCCGTACCGGACCGGACCGGAGGGTAGCCGGAGGGTAGAAGGGAGCCGAAGGGTAGCAGAGCGTAAGAGGCCGAAGGGTAGCAGAGCGTAAGAGCCGGAGCCGTAGGGTAGGAGGGAGGAAAACCAAGGAAGAGGGGCGCAGAAGACCCAAGGCAGCCGCCGCTTTTAGTATAGGGGCCCCGGCTCTTTCCCGTTCCTATATTAATGAACTATACTTGTAAGTTAATTAATATAGGAACGGAAAGACCGAAGGATTCTTATTATAAATAAGTTTCTTCTAAATAAACTTATTTATAATAAGAAACGCCCTGGCAAGGCTGCCTTGTGGCAGAAGACCCGGCTGGGGCGTATGGGCTAGGGGCGGGGTCGGGGACTCAAGCCTCCGCAGCAGGAGGAAGACCTTGCATGCAGCAGGAGGAAGACCTTTCAGTCCTGCTTCCTGAAAGGACTGAAAGGGCGTTCCTTTGTATCATAGGAGCATCATTTATAACTAATTATATTCTTACTTATAAGTTAAGTTATAATGGGTGCTCCAAACAAAGGAAGGGCTCTCCAAGCATCGGCGGCCCCTTGACCGAAGGGGGCAGGCTGCTGCCGGGGGTTTCCTCTTCTTCCGGCTCCTTCTTTCCTCCTCTTTCCCTCCGGGCTCGTAGGCCGCCCTTCTGCGGCCTTTCCTATGTTTTCTCCACCCCTTCGGTTTATAATTAACTATAACGTTGTTATAGTTAATTATAAACCGAAGGGGTGGAGAAAACATAGGAAGAGGCAGAAGGCTTTCCCCTCGATGGCCGGGGCTCGATGGCCGCCCCTTCTGCGGCCATCGAGGGGGTGGCCAGCGAACCCTTGTTTTTTCCCTTTATAATTAATTATAAGTTCCTTATAATTATTTATAAGGGAAAAAACAAGGGTTCGCTGGCCACCCCCTCGATGGCCGCAGAAGGGGCGGCCATCGAGCCCCGGCCAGCGAGGGGTCCGAAGGGAGAATTTTTACCATTATAAATAAGTATAGCTAGACCCCTTCGGTCTATACTTATTTATAATGGTAAAAATTCCTAGCCCATTATAATTAACTATAACTTAGTTATAGTTAATTATAATGGGAAACCGGAGAGAAAGCGGTGCTTGGACAGAACCAGCAGCCCCTTCGAGAAGAACGAATCCTGCCTTCGAGAGGAAGAAGGGCGGCCTACGAGGAACCCGGGAAGAGGCTGGAAAACAAAAAATGAAGGCATGGGCTTATAAGTTTAGTTAGACTAAACTTATAAGGGGCTAGGAAATTTTACCTTTCCAGGCTGCCAAAAGCGCCGCCCTTCGGCAAGAAGAGTAGGCCTCCCTCTTTCCCCTTCGTTTAATGGCGGGCTCCCTCTTTCCTTGGTTTTTCCCATTATAATTAACTATAACTTATTTATATTTAATTATAATGGGAAAAACCAAGGAAAGAGGCAGCAGCGGCTCTTCTGCGCAGAAGGGGCGCGCGGCTGATGAGATTGTCCTTTTCTTCTGCCATTAAAATTAACTATAACTTAGTTATAGTTAATTATGTCCTATGTTTTCCCCTCTACCACTTCGTTCCGCTCGGGGGGGCCCCAGCCCATACTTGGGGCAGGGGCCCCCGAGCCCCAGCTCGGGGGCCCCCAGCCCCAAGTATGGGCTGGGGGCCCCCAACCCCAAGGCTGGGGCTCGGGGGCCCCTGCCCCAAGTATGGGCAGGGGCCCCCCGACCCCTCCGGCTACGGCTCCCCTCTACCACTTCGTTCCCTACGGCTCCGGTTTCCCTACGGTCCCTTCTCTCCTCTCCTACCCTCCGGTCCGGTCCGGCTCTCCCCCTCCGGTCCCTACGGCTCCGGGGCGGAGCAACCGGCGGGTGCTCCGCCCCGCTACCCTCCGGTCAGGCTACGGCTCCGGCCTCTAACGCTTCGCTCCGCCCCTCCGGCCTTGGTGAGGTTATAATTTTAGACCGAAGGGGTCTAGCTAAACTTATAAGGGAAAAACCAAGAAGAACAGCAGTTCCCCCATAATTAATTATATTTAAATATAATTAATTATAATGGGCGGGGTCGAAACATAGCAGCAGTTCCCCAGACTTTTCCCCTCTTCCTATGTTTTCTCCACCCCCGGCCTCCTTCGGGTTCGATGGCTCGGGGGCCCCAGCCTTGGGGCCCCCGAGCCATCGAACCCGAAGGAGGCCGGGGGGGTGGAGAAAACATAGCCGGACCGGAGGGTAGCCGGAGCCGGACCGGAGGGGTAGAGGGAAGGAAGGGCCGGGGTTCGATGGCCACCCCGGCCATCGAGGGGGTTGGGGGCCCCTGCCCATACTTGGGGCTGGGGGCCCCCGAGCCCCAGCCTTGGGGCTGGGGCTCGGGGGCCCCTGCCCCAAGTATGGGCAGGGGCCCCCGAGCCATCGAGGGGAAGAGAATCGACCCTTTCAGTGGGGCAGAAAGCTATGTTTTTCAAGAAACTCCTTGTTTTTTACCATTATAATTAACTATAACTAAGTTATAGTTAATTATAATGGTAAAAAACAAGGAGTTTCTTGAAAAACATAGGAAAGCCACCAGCTGCTCTCCAAGCATCGGCGGCCCCCAGACTGAAAGCGGACCCGCCCAGAGGGCCACTTATAAGTAAGTAAGTAAGAATAAGACTGAAAGGACCTAAACCTTTTAGTCCTTTCAGTATGTCCTTTGTTTCATAGCCGAAGAGCAGCAGAAGACCTCAGGTAGACCCCTTCGGCTTGATGGGCCCCTTTTAGGAAGGAATGAAAGGGGCCCATCAAGCCGAAGGGGTCTACCTGAGGTCTTCTGCTGCTCTTCGGCTATGAAACAAGGTGCTCCGTTTTCCTATTCTAATTAACTATACCAAAGTATAGTTAATTAGAATAGGAAAACGGAGCGGTTTCCCTTTTAAAAGACTCGGGACACGTAGCTGCCCCCAAGACTTACTTACTTACTTACTTATAAGTAAGGTTACTTATAAGTAAGTAAGAGTCCGGCAGGGGTTCAAGCATCGGCGTTTTAAGCCAGCAGAACGTAGGATACTGCTGGCTTAACTTAACTAAACTTAACTATACTGAACTTAACGATACTTAACTTAACTTACTTATAAGTAAGTGTCCTTCCCAAACAAAGGACCGAAGGTGTCGTATTATAAGTCTCCCGAAGGTTACAAAATTCTAATAAAAAAGCTCGTCAGAGAGTAGACCAGAAGAAAGAGAAGAAACGCACATACTAGGGAAAGGGTAGCGTAAGGTTTTTTATTTTTAGAGTCCAGCTCTTCGGCTATTCGTTTCAACTTTACCCTTAGTTTAAAATCTTCTCCTTCCTTCCGTCTAAGAAGGAAAAGAATGGAAAGGAGGAACAGAACGAATAAGGAAAACAAAAAAAGTAAAGAAAACCTAAAGGGTAAATAAAGAACATAAAAGTAGACAATTACAATTTTTAAGAATTAAACAATTCTGTTTTAAAATATAAAATGATTAATCCTTTATTAGAACTAGCTGAAGTTTCAGTTGGACAACATTATTACTGGAAAGTAGGAGAATATGAATTACATGGTCAAGTTTTAATTACTACTATGGTTGTGTTAGGGATTATTTCTATTTTAAGTTTTTTAGGAAATAGTAATTTAAAACCAACACCGGATGGTTTTCAAAATTTTACAGAACTTGTTACTGAATTTATTCGTGATTTAGCCAAAACTCAAATTGGCGAAGAAGATTATTTAAAATGGGTTCCTTTTTTAGGCACTATTTTCTTATTTATCTTTGTATCAAATTGGTCAGGTGCTTTATTACCTTGGCACGTTATTGAAATTCCAAACGGAGAATTAGCAGCACCTACAAACGATATTAATACTACAGTAGCTTTAGCTTTATTAACTTCTGTTTCTTATTTCTATGCAGGTATTAATAAAAAAGGATTAGGTTATTTTAAACGTTATATTTCACCCGCAGCTTTTTTATTACCTATTAACGTATTAGAAGATTTTACAAAACCATTATCACTTAGTTTCCGACTTTTTGGAAATATTTTAGCGGATGAACTTGTTGTAGGTGTTTTAGTAGCTTTAGTTCCACTTATTGTGCCTATTCCTATTATGTTATTAGGTTGTTTTACTAGTGCAATTCAAGCTTTAGTTTTTGCAACTCTAGCAGGTGCTTATATTGGTGAAGCCGTTGAAGAGCATCATTAATTTTTAGTTTTTCTACTCAAAAAAGAAAAAGAATGTGCTTATGTTTCTAAAAGCAACGTGCGTAAGAGGCCTTACTTATAAGTAAGTTAAGTAAGTATGCTTTACTATTGAAATTAGAGTTCCTACTATTATAATGTTACAAAAGTAACAAATAACTAAGAAAAAAAGAATATATAGAAAAATGTATCTTTTAAACTTTTGTAAACAGCAAAAGTTACATTATAAACGTTAACTTATTTTTTACCCTCTTATGAAGCAGGGCTGCTTTTCTTCGCTGTCCTTTAAAAGAAGCAGCCTTGCTTGCTGCCGACAAGAAGACCGGTCTTCTGGTGCTTCCTTGGTTTTTACCATTATAATTAACTATAACTTAGTTATAGTTAATTATAATGGTAAAAACCAAGGAAGCACAAGAAGAGCGGTTCTTGAAGAACACCCTCAGCAACCGGTTGCCGTATAAGCAGTTCTTGCGGTCGGGGGGGGCCCCAGCCCATACTTGGGGCTGGGCCCCCCCCCCGAGCCTTTCCTTGGTTTTTCCCTTCTTCTGCTATGTTTTTCCCATTATAAATAAGTTTAGTCTAACTAAACTTATTTATAATGGGAAAAACATAGCAGAAGAAGGGAAAAACCAAGGAAGATCCCCCTCGTTGAAGCAGTTCTTGCTCGTTGGCCGCCCTTCCCCCTCGTTGAAGCAGTTCTTGCTCGTTGGCCGCCCCCCCCCCCTCGTTGGCCGCCCTGCTTCAACGAGGGGGAAGGGCGGCCAACGAGCAAGAACTGCTTCAACGAGGGGGAAGGGCGGCCAACGAGCAAGAACTGCTTCAACGAGGGGGAAGGGCGGCCAACGAGCAAGAACTGCTTCAACGAGGGGGAAGGGCGGCCAACGAGCAAGAACTGCTTCAACGAGGGGGAAGGGCGGCCAACGAGCCCCTATCCCTTTTTTTTAGAATAATTAACTATACTTAAAGTAAGTTACTTAGTATAAGAAAAAGGGTATAGAGTTTCGTATGATAATTAACTTATTAATAAGTTAAATACGAAGCACCATATCTCGAGGGTGGCCCTGCTTGCAGAAGACCTTTCAGTAAGCAGGACTGAAAGGTCAGGGCGGAGCTGCTATGGACACTTACTTTACTTACTTATAAGAGCTGCCCCAAGACTTATAAGATAAGAGATGCCCGGTCTCGTAGAAGCAGGGGACTACGACCCCCGTATCCTTTCAGTGCAGCAGTTCTTGGAACCCCGCTACCCTTTCAGAACTTTCAGTGGGGCACTGAATGGACTGAAAGGGTAGCGGGCCTCTTAAAAGTCTCGCAGCAGTGCTTTTTAAGGGGCTGCTGTTCTTCTGGCAGAAGACCTTTCAGTGGCCCCTACCAAGCGGACCCCTTTCATTCTAGGGGCACCGCTTTCAGTACTGGCAAAGAGCAGGATCTTCAGCAAGAACTGCTGCGGGGCCCTACGGTCTGCTGGCGACCAGCAGTTGTGAGAACCCCTTTCTCTCTTATGTAAGTTTTATAGAAGAAGAGCGGCTTTTCTTGGTTTTTCCCATTATAATTAACTATAACTTAGTTATAGTTAATTATAATGGGAAAAACCAAGAAAAGCCGCTCTTCTTCCTATTATGAAACAAAGGGCTTTCCCCTCTTCCTATGTTTTCTCCACCCCTACGGCTTAAACCTAAGTATAGTCTGACTATACTTAGTTTTAAACCGGAGGGGTGGAGAAAACATACCCGGACCGAAGGGTAGCCGGAGCCGTAGGGACCGGAGGGGTAGAGGGAAGGAAGGGCCGCAGAAGGGCTCGATGGCCGCACCTTCTGCGGCCTCTCCTATGTTTTTCGGCCCCTAGCCCCAAGTCTGGGCGGGGCCGCCTTCGGTCTAGGGGCCCCCTTAAAACTAAGTATAGCTAGACCCCTTCGGTCTATACTTAGGTTTAAGGGGGCCCCTAGACCGAAGGCGGCCCCGCCCAGACTTGGGGCTAGGGGCCGAAAAACATAGGAAGAGGGGGTGGCCATCGAACCCTTGGTTTTTCCCATTATAATTAACTATAACTTAGTTATAGTTAATTATAATGGGCGGGGTCGAAACATAGCTTCCTCTCTTTCCCCTCGTAGGCCGCAGAAGGGCGGCCTACGAGACTGAAAGGTCCAGAGCACCGCTTTCCCAAGCACCGGTTTCCCATTATAATTAACTATAGCTTAGTTATAGTTAATTCTAATGGTAACACCAAGGGTTCGTAGGTCACCCCCTCTCTGTAGGTTTTTCCATTTATAAATAAGTTTAGACCGAAGGGGTCTAGCTAAACTTATTTATAAATGGAAAAACCTACAGAGAGGGGGCTCTTCCCCTCGATGTCCGGGGTGGCCATCGAACCCTATGTTTTTCCCATTAAAATGAACTATAACTTAGTTATAGTTCATTTTAATGGGAAAAACATAGGAGAGGCCGCCCGCCGGAGGAGGCTGCTTCTACGAGGGGTCGGTCGGGGGCCCCAGCCTTGGGGCTGGGGCCCCCGAGCCTTCCTTGGTTTTTACCATTATAAATAAGTCCAGTACCCTTCGGTCTAACTAAACTTATTTATAATGGGCTAGGAATTTTTACCATTATAAATAAGTACAGTCTGACTATACTTATTTATAATGGTAAAAATTACGTCCCCTCTTCCTTGGTTTTTCCCCTTATAATTAACTATAACAAAGTTATAGTTAATTATAATGGGAAAAACCAAGGAAAGGCCGGGGTGGGTTCGATGGCCCCTCGATGGCCGGGGTGGCCATCGAACCCACCCCTGCTTCGGGCCTCCTTCGGCGGGCGGCCATCGAGCCCTTCTGCGGCCCTTCCTTCCCTCTTTCCCTCCGGTCCCTACGGCTCCGGCTACCCTTCGGTCCGGCTCTCCCCTCCCTTCCTTCCTTCTACCCTCCGGCCTTCTACCCTCCGGCTTCCCTACGGTCCGGTCCGGCCTTCCCTCTACCACTTCGTTCCCTCCGGCTCCGGCTCTCCTTCCCTCCGGTCCGGTCCGGTCCGGCCTTCCCTCTTACGCTCTGCTACCCTTCGGCCTCCTACCCTCCGGCTCTACCACTTCGTTCCCTCCGGCTCCGGTACGGCTCCGGCTACCCTCCGGTCCGGTCCGGCTCTTACGCTCTGCTACCCTTCGGCCGACAGAGCTACCCTTCGGCCTCTTACGCTCTGCTACCCTTCGGCCGACAGAGCTACCCTTCGGTCCCTCCGGTCCGGTCCGGTACGGCTACGGCTCCGGTCCGGTCCGGCTCCTCTACCACTTCGTTCCCTCCGGTTCGGTCCGGCTATGTTTTTCCCATTAAAACTAAGTCCAGACCCCTTCGGTCTGACTAAACTTAGTTTTAATGGGAAAAACATAGGAAGAGGGGCTTTCCCCTCTTCCTATGTTTTTCCCATTAAAACTAAGTTTAGTCAGACCGAAGGGGTCTGGACTTATTTATAAGGGAAAAACAAAGGAAAGGCTCGGGGGTTGGGGGCCCCAGCCCATACTTGGCAGAAGGCTGGGGCCCCCGAGCCCCAGCCTTCTGCCAAGTATGGGCTGGGGCTCGGGGGACCCAGCCCCAAGTATGGGCTGGGGCCCCCCGACCGCAGAAGGGCGGCCTACGAGCCCGGAGGGAAAGCGGAGGAAGAGCCCGGGAGTTCCTGAAGGGCGGCCGTTAGAGAAGAACCCCCTATAGGGTGCCCCTTTAAGGGCTAGGGCTAGTACGAGCTCCTTAAAGACCATTCCCCCTATAACTTATTAAGTTATAGTTAATTAGAATAGGGCTTTCCCCTCGATGGCCGGGGTGGTCGGGGGCCCCAGCCCATACTTGGGGCTGGGGCCCCCGAGCCATCGAGGGGAAAGCCACTATTCTTCCTATTAGGAAACTTACATAAGAGTAAAGGGTACTCGAAGGTGTTCTTGTTTCCCCATTATAACTAATTATATTCTTACTTATAAGTTATAATGGGTGCTCCTTTAAAACAAAGGAAGGCCAGCCCCGGTTTCTTCTAATAAGTAATTATACTTAAAGTATGTTACTTATTATATGAAAAAAGGGAGAGGCCGGCACCTTCCCCCCCCCCGGATCCTTTCAGTCCTTTTATTGCACTGAAAGGTCCCGGGCTCCGCACACTAAAAGGTCTTCTGCTGCAGGAAACAAAGGAAAAGCCCCCTCTAGGCAGCCTCCAAGCACCGGCGGGCTCTTCGCCCCCACTGAAAGGGTCGAGTCTCATCAGGCGGGGTCTTAGAAATCCTAAATAAGAATAAGAGCCCGCCGCTGCTGCGAAGGGGAAAGAGGGGGCCCCTTAGGATTTCAAAGACCCCTTTAGGCAGCAGCCGGGGGGGTATTCGCCCCCTCGTAGAAGCAGCCGGGGTCTTAGAAATCCTAAATAAGAATAAGAGCCCCGCCCCTTTAGGTCTTATAAGACCTAAAGGGGCGGGGCTCTTATTCTTATTTAGGATTTCTAAGACCCCGGCTGCTTCTACGAGGGGGCGAATTTACCGCCGAAGGAGGAGCCTAGAGGGGTCTTAGAAGTCTACGATCCCCTTTAAGAGAGGAAAAAAGGGAATTAGGGCTTTTCCTCCATATTCCCCTTCCCCCTTAAAGGCTCCATAAGAGCCTTTAAGGGGGAAGGGGAATATGGAGGAAAAGCCCTAAAAGGCCTTTCCCCTCGTAGGCCGCCCTTCTGCGGCTCGGGGGCCCCAGCCCCAAGTATGGGCTGGGGCCCCCGACCTACGAGGGGAAGAGAACCCCCTGGACCCTTTCAGTCCTACTAGGACCCTTCGGTCTTACTTATAAGTAACCCTTGGCCACTTACTTACTTATAAGACTGAAAGGATACGGGGGCCCCTAACCCCAAGAACCCCTAGAAAAGTTACCTGAACTTTCAGTCTTATAAGTAAGTAAGTAAGTAAGTAAGTAAGTAAGCCAGTCCGCTTCGCTAAGTAAGTAAGTATAAGAAGACCTATAGGAAAAATAAGAAACCCGTAGAAAATCGTAGAAAACTTCTTTAAGCAACGCAGTTGCGTAAAAACCTAAAATAAGAAGAAAGAAGCCTAGAGGCAACTTGTAAGGGGAAAAAAGGGGGGGGCAAAGGGGCGGAACTACTAGCGGAAGATCCGGCAATAACAGCTAAAGGGCTGTTTATGGGACGGATTTTCCTGAAGTATGCCACTTTTATGTTAATGCTACATTGTTTAAAAAGGGGCTGTCAAGAAAAACTGTACAGTAAAAAAAGAACTTTTAGTATAAAACAATAGAAGAAAAAAATTAATAGTTTATAATTCTAAAAAAAAACTTTACGTATTTTTTAGATTTCTGAAAATAATGAAAAATAAATTTAATTTATATTAAAATTTTTGTGTTAAAATAAACCCTTTTTATGAAAGATTTTACTACATATTTATCAACAGCACCTGTTGTAGGCCTTGGATGGGCTATTTTTACAGCAGGTTTATTAATTGAAATAAATCGTTTTTTCCCGGATCCTTTAGTTTTTGCTTTTTAAGCAAAAAATTAAATATTATTTAAAAGCTTTTTTCTTATTATTTTATTAATACTACACATATAAAGCAATATTAAAGATAAAGCAATATGTTTAAATAAATTATCGTAGAAGTAGTAAGTTAATGATAAGAAAACAAAGCTCTTCTTTTCTTAAAAAAGATAATAGATAAGTTTTTGATAGTTTTTTATATTTAAAAGTATAAATAAGATATTAGATCATATTAATGTAGAAAAATTTCTATAAAAAATCGACACATTTATGTATTAAAATTAAGTTTTTTGGGCTTTCCTGCTTCCATTTCCCCTCGCTGAAGCAGCCGGGGCTCGATGGCCGCCCCTTCTGCGGTCGGGGGCCCCCAGCCCCAACTTGGGGCAGGGGCCCCCAAGCCTCTCCTATGTTTTCTCCTTCCCTCCGGCTTAAAACTAAGTATAGCTAGACCCCTTCGGTCTATACTTAGGTTTAAGCCGGAGGTAGGAGAAAACATAGGAAGAGGGGGTGGCCAGCGAACCCTTGGTTTTTCCCCTTATATTTAACTATAACTTTGTTATAGTTAATTATAAGGGGAAAACCCAAGGGTTCGATGGCTCGGGGTTTGGGGCCCCAGCCCATACTTGGCAGAAGGCTGGCCCCCCCCCCCGAGCCCTTCCTTCTACCCTCCGGCTTCCCTTCGGTCCGGCTTGGTTTTTCCCATTAAAATGAACTATAACTTTGTTATAGTTCATTTTAATGGGAAAAACCAAGGAAGAGCCCCTTCGATGGCCAGCAGAAGGGGTGGCCATCGAACCCGCCGAAGGAGGGTTCGATGGCCACCCCGGCTGCTTCAGCAAGGGGTAGGGGGTTGGGGGCCCCAGCCCATACTTGGCAGAAGGCTGGGGCCCGTCCTTGGTTTTCTCCTCCCCTCCGGCTTAAAACTAAGTATAGCTAGACCCCTTCGGTCTATACTTAGTTTTAAGCCGGAGGGGAGGAGAAAACCAAGGACGGGCCCCAGCCTTCTGCCAAGTATGGGCTGGGGCCCCCAACCCCCGAGCCATCGAGGGGAAGAGGCAGAAGGCGAGGAATTTTTACCATTATAAATAAGTATAGCTAGACCCCTTCGGTCTATACTTATTTATAATGGTAAAAATTACTAGCCCATTATAAATAAGTTTAGACCGAAGGGGTCTAGCTAAACTTATTTATAATGGTAAAAACCAAGGACATAATAAATTATATTTAAATATAATTATTTATAATGGGAAAAAACAAGGAAACAAGGAGGAATTTTTACCATTATAAATACGTTTAGTCTAACTAAACTTATTTATAATGGTAAACTTTCCCATTATAATTAACTATAACTTAGTTATAGTTAAATATAATGGGAAAAACCAAGGGTTCGCTGGCCACCCCCTCTTCCTATGTTTTCTCCTACCCTCCGGCTTAAACCTAAGTATAGACCGAAGGGGTCTAGCTATACTTAGTTTTAAGCCGGAGGGAAGGAGAAAACATAGGAGAGGCTTGGGGGCCCCTGCCCCAAGTTGGGGCTGGGGGCCCCCGACCGCAGAAGGGGCGGCCAACGAGCCCCCTCTTCCTATGTTTTTCCCCTTATAATTAACTATAACTTTGTTATAGTTAATTATAAGGGGAAAAAAAAAGGGTTCGATGGCTCGGGGGCCCCAGCCTTCTGCCAAGTATGGGCTGGGGCCCCCGACCAACCCGGCCATCGAGGGGAAGAGGGGAAGCCGTTTTTTACTATCAAAACTTAATTGTGTTAACTGTTTGATCTATTAAAAAAGTTTTATTTTGTATATACGTTTTTTACTCCTTATCTACAAAGGCATCCCTTTTTTATGGGCTCTTGGTGTTCTTACGCGTTTCTTCGTCTTCATTCTGCTACTTTCTTTTTCCACAGTCCCTCGAAAAACGCAGAATGAAAACAGCCCTTCTTTCTTTGGTCTATCCCTTCTTTTTTGCGTTTTCTTACCGAAGGGTACTGGCTTACCGAAGGGTACTGGCTTACTTACTTATAAGAGTTCGCCTCGAAGGAATAGACCTATTTTTAGGTTTTTAGGTTATTTAGGAGCACTAACCTTATAAGTTCAGCTTCAGGAACCCCTGCCCGGCTTTTCTGTATGGGTATTCCTATTTTTTTTGGGCTTCTTCTTTACGCAAGAAGGGCTGTCTTCCTTCTTCGGGTCTTACTGATAAGGAGTTTCGTATTATAATTTAGTCTACTTACCTGTATACTTAATTAGAATACTAAACTACTTATAAGTCGGACTTATAAATAAGTAAGTAAGCTAGTACCCTTCGGGAAGTAGGCCAGTACCCTTCGGTAAGTAAGGATTTCTGCTTTAAGTATTACTTATAAGTGACCTTTCAGTCTTACTTACTTATAAGTGACCTTTCAGTGCAGCAGCCGCCGATGCTTGGAGGATCCTTTCAGTCCTTTCAGTGGCGACTGTAAGGTCACTTATAAGTAGAAGTCTTATAACTTACAGTCTCTCAGCTCTCTTAAATAAGTGTCTATTTTAAGTTTCGTATTATAATTAACTATATTTTTAGTTAATTATAATACGAAACTTAAAATCGTACCCTAGACTGAGATGCTACTCTGACGGAGTCTTATAAGTAAGTGACCTTTCAGTCTTACAAGCTTTTAAGTTTCGTAGTATAATTAACTATATTAATAAATATAGTTAATTATACTACGAAACTTAAAAGCGACACATATAAGTAAGTAAGTAAGAGCTGAGAGACTGAAAGTTATAAAACTTATACTTACTTACCGAAGGGTACTGGCTTACTTATAAGTGACCTTACAGTCTTGGGGGGCAGCTGGCTGCTTCTTTCCTGCCCCTCGTAGGCTCGGGGGCCCCAGCCCCAAGTATGGGCTGGGGTTGGGGGCCCCTGCCCATACTTGGGGCAGGGGTCGGGGGCCCCTAGCCCATACTTGGGGCAGGGGCCCCCAAGCCCGTTCTTGTTTTTTCCCCTTAAAACTAAGTATAGTCAGACTCTACTTAGTTTTAAGGGGAAAAAACAAGGAAGAGCCCCCGACCGCAGAAGGGCGGCCTTCGAGCCCGAAGGATCTTTCCCAAGCACCGGTTTCCCATTATAATTAACTATAACTTAGTTATAGTTAATTATAATGGGAAACCGGTGCTTGGGAAAGCGGTGCTTGGAAAAGCCGCGTACTGAAAGGTCTTCTGGAAGCAGCAGAAGAACCAGCAGTTCTTGCAGAATCTGTTGCAGGCGTTCGTCTTATAATTAATTTAAATATATTTAATTATAATACAAAACCGACAATGCAGGCTCCCTTTTTCTTTTAATAAGTAACTTATAAGTCTAGTTAATTATTCTAAGAAAAAGGGTATAGAGTTTCGTATTATAATTAACTGATAAGTTAATTATTATATGAAACAAAGGTGCGGGATGTTGCTCCTACTCTGGGCAACATAGGGTTTTAAGTTTCGTATTATAATTAACTATACTAAAAGTAGAGTTAATTATAATACGAAACTTAAAAGCGACACTTAACTTATAAGAGCTCTTCCTGCTGCCGGCGCGAAGCCGCTCGGGGCGGAGCACCCGGCGGGTGCTCCGCCCCGACCGGTTGCTCCGCACCGAGCGGCTTCGCGCCGGCAGCAGGAAGAGCAGCTTAAAGGCAGAAGAAACCGCTGTTCTGCTGGAAGCAACCGGTTACTCCCAGCAGCACCGGTTTCCGTAGGCTTTAAGGAAGAAGGGCGGTCGGGGGCCCCAGCCCATACTTGGGGCTGGGGCCCCCGAGCCTACGTAAATAGGCAAGAACCCGCCCCAATACTTACTTAACTTATAAGTGCTGCTATGCCTATCCCCTTTTTCTTATAATAAGTAACTTACTTATAAGTTACATATTAAACGAAAACTGGGCTTTCCCCTCGATGGCCGCAGAAGGGCTCGATGGCCGCCCTGTCCTTGTTTTTTCCATTAAAACTAAGTATAGACCGAAGGGGTCTAGCTATACTTAGTTTTAATGGAAAAAACAAGGACAGGGCGGCCATCGAGCCCTTCTGCGGCCATCGAGGGGAAAGAAGAACCCCTTTCAGACCTTTCAGTGGCATAGAGCAGGGAAGACCTTTCAGGGGCGCCTGTACCCTTTCAGTCCTTCTTATAAGTAAGTTAAGAAGACCTTTCAGTCTTATAAGTAAGTAAGTAAGTAAGTAAGTAAGTAAGTAAGTAAGTAAGTAAGTAAGTAAGTAAGTAAGTAAGTAAGTGGGCCTTAAAGGGGCAGCGAAGCAGCCCCTTTCAGTGCCCCCGACCCACTAACTTATAATACTGAAAGGTCTAATTAACTTACTTACTTACTTACTTACTTATAAGACTGAAAGGACTGAAAGGGTACAGGCGCCCCTGAAAGGTCTTCCCTGCTCTATGCCACTGAAAGGTCTTCCCTGCTCTATGCCAGGCCTCTCTCCTGGCCAAGGAAGGTTTACTCTTATACCTATGTATAGTTAATTAGAATAGGAAAACGGAGCACGAAGAGCAGCCGAAGCAGCAGAAGAAACCGAGGTTCTTGCAACCGGTTGCAAGAACCGCGGTTTCTTCTGCTGCTTCGGTGTTCTTTTTAAGGAGCAACCTCCTTCGGCGAAACCGGCTCTTCTTCTGCTGCAGCCTAGTTTAAGCTGCAGCAGAAGAAGAGCCGGTTTCGCCGAAGGAGGTTGCTCCTTAAAAAGAACAACGGTCTTCTTGTGCGGAGCAACCGGTCGGGGGTTCGATGGCCACCCCTTCTGCTGGCCAACGAACCCCCGACCGGTTGCTCCGCCCCGGCGGTTCTTCTGCTGCTTCGAAGCAGCCGGCTTTCCTTGGTTTTTCCTCGGGGGCCCCTAGCCCCAAGTTGGGGCTAGGGGCCCCCGACCATTATAATTAACTATAACTAAGTTATAGTTAATTATAATGGCAGAAGAAAAGGACGGAATTTTTACCATTATAAAAATATAAGTCCAGCTCTTTCCCTCCGGCTTAGCGGAGCACCGGTTCCTCCGCTTTCCCCTCTCTCTTGGTTTTTACCTTATAAATAAGTTTAGCTAGACCCCTTCGGTCTAAACTTATTTATAAGGTAAAAACCAAGGAAAGGCCGGGGCTCGATGGCCGCCCTGTTCTTGTTTTTCCTCTTTCCCTCCGGGCTCGTAGGCCGCCCTTCTGCGGCCTACGAGGCAGAAGGCGATTTTCCTCTTACGCTTCGCTCCCTCCGGCTTATAAATAAGTTTAGACCGAAGGGGTCTAGCTAAACTTATTTATAAGCCGGAGCCGGAGGGAACGAAGTGGTAGAGCCGGAGGGAGCGAAGCGTAAGAGGGAAAAGAAAGGGTCCTCCGGCTTAAACCTAAGTATAGACCGAAGGGGTCTATCTATACTTAGTTTTAAACCGGAGGGGCGGAGAAAAACAAGGAAAGAAGGAGGCCTCCTTCTTTCCTTGTTTTTTACCCTTAAACCTAAGTATAGCTAGACCCCTTCGGTCTATACTTAGGTTTAAGGGTAAAAAACAAGGACAGGGCTGGATGGCCGCCCCTTCTGCGGCCATATAGGGGGTGGCCTTTCCTATGTTTTTACCTTTATAATTAACTATAACTTTGTTATAGTTAATTATAATGGTAAAAACATAGGAAGAACCCCTCCGGCGAGGAATTTTTACCATTATAAATAAGTATAGCTAGACCCCTTCGGTCTATACTTATTTATAATGGTAAAAATTCCTAGCCCATTATAATTAACTATAACTAAGTTATAGTTAATTATAATGGGAAACCGGAGGGAAAGCGGTGCTCTGGACCTTTCAGTCTCGTAGGCCGTCCCGGCCTACGAGGGGAAAGAAGCAGCACCCTGCGGTCGGTCTAACTAAACTTATTTATAAGGGTAAAAATTCGTCCTTTTCTTCTGCCATTATAATTAACTATAACTTAGTTATAGTTAATTATAATGGGAAAAAACAAGGAAAGCCTTCTTCCTCGTTACCGCAGAAGGGGCGGCCCTAGAGCCCCTGTACTTATTTAGAATGGTAAAAATTACTAGCCCGGGAGAAGGACCGTAGGGGTCTAGAGACCCTTCGGTCCTGCTCCTATGAAACAAAGAGAGAAAGAGTAGGAGCACCCTTATAAGTCCAGGGGCACCCCTTCGGTCTAACTAAAATTATAAGGGGGCTTTCCCCTCTTCCTATGTTTTCTCCCCTCCTACCCTCCGGCTCTTACGCTCTGCTACCCTTCGGTCCCTACGGCTCCGGCTCCGGCTTAAACCTAAGTTTAGACCGAAGGGGTCTAGCTAAACTTAGGTTTAAGCCGGAGCCGGAGCCGTAGGGACCGAAGGGTAGCAGAGCGTAAGAGCCGGAGGGTAGGAGGGGAGAAAACCTAGCCGGAGCCGGAGGGAACGAAGTGGTAGAGGGAAGGGGCCGGGGCTATATGGCCGCTCGGGGGCCCCAGCCCATAGTATGGGCTGGGGCTCGGGGGCCCCAGCCCCAAGGCTGGGGCCCCCCGACTCGGGGGCCCCAGCCCATAGTATGGGCTGGGGCTCGGGGGCCCCTGGGGGCCCCCAACCCCCTACCCTGTCCTTGTTTTTTCCATTAAAACTAAGTATAGACCGAAGGGGTCTAGCTATACTTAGGTTTAAGGGAAAAAACAAGGAAAGAAGGAGGCCTCCTTCTTTCCTTGTTTTTTCCCTTAAACCTAAGTATAGCTAGACCCCTTCGGTCTATACTTAGGTTTAAGGGAAAAAACAAGGACAGGGCTCGATGGCCGCCCCTTCTGCGAAGCAGCCGGGGGCTCGTTGGCCGCCCCCGGCCAACGAGGGGGTGGCCATCGAACCCTTTTCCCATTATAATTAACTATAACTAAGTTATAGTTAATTATAATGGGAAAGATCTTTTTACCATTATAAATAAGTACAGTCTACCCTACGGCTCTCTCCCTCCGGGGGTAACCACCCTGCGGTCGGTCTAACTAAACTTATTTATAATGGTAAAATTTCCCTCCCCTCGATGGCCGGGGTGGCCATCGAACCCTTTTCCCATTCTAATTAACTATAACTAAGTTATAGTTAATTAGAATGGGAAAAGGGTTCGATGGCCACCCCGGCCATCGAGGGGAGGGAAAAACCTAGGGTTCGTAAGCCACCCCCGGCCGTAAGAAGGGCGGCCATCGAGCCTGCTTCTACGAGGGGAAAGCGGTGCTCTGGACCTTTCAGTCTCGTAGGCCGCCCTTCTGCGGTCGGTGGCCCCAGCCCATACTATGGGCTGGGGCCCCCGAGCCTACGAGCCGGAGGGAAGGAGAGAGGGGAAAGCCCATTATAATTAACTATAACTTAGTTATAGTTAATTATAATGGGAAAAACATAGGAAGAGCCCACTCTTATTAGGACTTTATGGGCCGTTAGAGAAGAACCCCCTCGAAGCATTTAAAAATGGAAACAGGGTGTTCCAACCGGCATACTCTTAATAAGATAAGAGTGGGCGCGCCCCTTAAAAGAGACGAAAAGGGAGGTTTCCTCTTATTAGGGCTTTCCTTTCGGCCTACTCTTAATAAGATAAGAGTCCCCCTCTTATTAGGGCTTTACTTTCAAGCAGGCCTACTCTTAAAAACATAAGAGTCCCCCTCTAGGTCTTTTAAAGGGCTTTTAAATGCCGCCCCTATAGGTACGGGGGTTCTTCGGCATTTTAAAGCCCTTTAAAAGCCCAATAGGGGAAACCGGCCTACGAGCCCGGAGACTGAAATCTGCTCCTTCAGATTCTGCTGTAAGAACTGCTGACAGAAGGGGAAGACCCTTCGGTCTCCGCAGAACCGCAGCAGTTCGGTCCTGCTGGAAAACAAAGGTGCAAGGGAAAGGCACCCTTTTCGGGAGTTCTACTAAACTTAATAAAAAAAGGAGCACCCTTTTGCCCCTAGAAGACCCCTGCCTTGTCTGGGGCCCATCGGTCTCTGGGCAGCTCTGCAAGAACCCCTAAAAGGAGCAGAAGACCCCCCTTCTAGAAGAGGAAAACCCTCGTTCTTGACGAACTCAGCAGAAGGGGCTGTCCTTTTCCCCATTATAATTAACTATAACTTAGTTAGAGTTAATTATAATGGGGAAAAGGACAGCCCCTTCTGCTGCTGCGAAGGGTACTAGATGAAAGTGGACCCTTTCAGTGCTGAAGATCCTGCTCTATGCAGTTCTTGCCCGTCCCCCCTTTCAGTCCTACGGTCTGCAAGAACCCGACCGGCTGCTGGTTCCCGCTGCCCTCGGGAGAAACCTGCTGTTCATCGAAGAACAGCAGGAGGAATACTAGTCCTGCTGGAAAACAAAGAGGAATCCGCCCCGTTCCGTTCCTATATTAATTAACTTATTAGTTAATTAATATAGGAATAACGAAAAGAGCAGCTCTTACTTACTTATAAGTAAGTAAAGTTAAGTCTAGGGCAGAAACTCTATAGCTGCTGGTGGCTTTCCTTGGGGTTCGATGGCCACCCCCTCGATGGCCGGAAGAAGGGCGGCCATCGAGCCCCTTCTGCTGGGTTCGATGGCCACCTGCTTCAGCGAGGGGTAGGGGGGCCCCAGCCCATACTATGGGCTGGGGCCCCCGAGCCCCAGCCCATACTATGGGCTGGGGCCCCCGAGCCATCGAAGGGGCTCTTCCTTGTTTTTTCCCATTCTAAATAAGTTTAGCTAGACCCCTTCGGTCTAAACTTATTTAGAATGGGCTAGGAAGTTTTACCATTATAAATAAGTATAGACCGAAGGGGTCTAGCTATACTTATTTATAATGGTAAAACTTCCTCGCCGGAGGGTTCGTAGGCCACCTGCTTCTACGAGGGGAAAGCGGTGCTCTGGACCTTTCAGTCTCGTAGGCTCGGGGGGGGGCCCAGCCTTGGGGCTGGGGCCCCCGAGCCCCAGCCCCAAGGCTGGGGCTCGGGGGCCCCAGCCCCAAGGCTGGGGGCCCCCCGACCGCCCCCTCGATGGCCGGAAGAAGGGCGTCCATCGAGCCCCTGCTCTTTGCTTCTACGAGGGGAAAGAAGAACCGCTGAGGCCACCGAGCTTTAGGGGAGGAGAGCCCCTTAAAAGTAGGAATGTTCTGCTTTTTTCAGAGACCCCCGAAGATCTTAGAAGTAGAGGAAAACTTAGAATTTTTTCTCTTATAATAATCTAAGGCAGAAGGGCTGTTCTTCTTCTTTAAGAAACCCCGTCACTTATACCCCCTAGTAAGAAGAAAAACCCAAAAAAAAGAAAACAGCCTAAAGACCAAAAAGAGAAACATAAAAAAAGGGTGTAAGCACCCCAGCATTATAAGTAAAGCGCGACAAAAAAGAGTAGTTTTAAAAGGAGAAAAAAGCAAGGCGCAAAAAGTTTAAGACCGTAATACGTTTTTTAGTAGACTTCCTACGCGAAAGGGCTATTAACTCTACTATAAGAAGAAAAGAATAGCTTTATTTGTTTGTAGGAACAGGTTGTTCCAAAAACTGTCTTATAAAAAATAACAGAACAATAAGACAACTATAGTAAATCCCAAAAAATTATATATAATGTAAAGTTAGTTTTTTTTATAATAAACAATGCCTACAATTCAGCAATTAATTCGTTCAGCACGTAAAAAATTAACAGAAAAATCAAAAGCACCTGCTTTAAAATCATGTCCACAACGTCGTGGGATTTGTTTACGTGTATATACAGTAACACCGAAAAAACCCAATTCTGCTTTACGTAAAGTAGCACGTGTACGTTTAACAACAGGTTTTGAAGTAACAGCGTATATTCCAGGTATAGGCCATAATTTACAAGAACATGCTGTAGTTTTAGTTCGTGGGGGTCGTGTAAAAGATTTACCTGGTGTACGTTACCATATTGTACGTGGGACATTAGATACAGCAGGTGTTAAAAATCGTATGCAAAGTCGTAGTAAATATGGTGTTAAAATGGCATCAAAAAATGCGTCAAAAACAGCTTCTAAAAAATAAGCTAAATAGAATTTTTAGATTTTAAGACTCATTGTTTTAATTACTGTTGGAACATCTTCCGGTTCTTGCGTAGCAGTTATAAATAAGGGATCGGTAGCAGCTTTTCCACTTACGCAAGCTCTTTGGTCATCTCCTTATAAAATTTCCCTATGTATTTTATTTATAAGGAGATGAACGCTTCCCTTCTGCTTATTTTAAAGGGCCTACATAGGACCAGCGAAGTCGCAAGAACTGCTGCCGGTCGGGGGGCCCCAGCCCCAACTATGGGCTGGGGGCCCCCGAGCCCCAGCCCATACTTGGGGCTGGGGCCCCCGAGCCTTCTTGCAGCAAGAAGACCGGCGGCTCCCCTCAGCAACCGGTTGCTGAGGGGAGCCGCCGGTCTTCTTGCTGCAAGAAGGCTCGGGGGCCCCAGCCCCAAGTATGGGCTGGGGCTCGGGGGCCCCCAGCCCATAGTTGGGGCTGGGGCCCCCCGACCGGTTTCCGTAATTTTAAAAGTAAGAAAGAGAGTAACTAAGTTAATTAAGTGGGCTCTTATTTAGGTGTAGGTCTTATAAGTAAGACCTACACCTAAATAAGAGCAGCCGGGTGTTCCACCGCTGGTTCCCTGGGTTCTTGCAACCGGCGGCGAAGCAGCCGGCTGCTTCGCCGCCGGTTGCAAGAACCCAGGGAACCAGCGGTGGAACACCCGGCTGCTTATAAGAGAAGTCTTCCTCTTTTACCCTACGGTCCTCTCTCTTTCTCTTACCCTTCGGTCCTCTTTTACCCTACGGTCCTCTCTCTTTCTCTTACCCTTCGGTCCTCTTTTACCCTACGGTCCTCTCTCTTTCTCTTACCCTTCGGTCCTCTTTTACCCTACGGTCCTCTCTCTTTCTCTTACCCTTCGGTCCTATTTTACCCTACGGTCCTCTCTCTTTCTCTTACCCTTCGGTCCTATTTTACCCTACGGTCCTCTCTCTTTCTCTTACCCTCCGGCTCTCTCTTACCCTCCGGCTCTCTCTTACCCTTCGGTTCCCTACGGCTCTTACCCTCCGGCTCTCTCTTACCCTTCGGTCCTTCCTTTTAAGACCTAAACCTAAATAAGAGCCCCTAGAGGAACACCTTTTTAGGTATGGGCGCCGATGCTTGGAGGGGCTTATAGGGGTGGCTGCAGGGTGTAGGAAAAGTCCTTTGTTTGGCTTAGGGGCAGGGAAGACCCCTAGACTGAAAGGTCTTCCTCCTGGTTCCCTGCGGGGGGAACCACCCGGCGGGTCCCCACAGCAACCGGTTGCTGTGGGGACCCGCCGGGTGGTTCCCCCCGCAGGGAACCAGGAGGAAGACCTTTCAGTCTTTTCCTTTGTTTCGTATTATAACTAACTTATTTTATTTAGATTTATATTTCTATAAATCTTTAGAAGTCTGGGTTTGAGAATTGCTTTATATGAATTTTATTTGTAGTAGGAAACCTTCTTCCTTTGTTTCATAGCCGAAGAGCAGCAGAAATCCTCAGGGGGGGGGGTGCCCCTAGAAGGGGCTGCTGGTTACCGCTGCCCCCCCCTCGGAGAAGCAGGGCTGCCTACGAGCCCACTTACTTACCGAAGGGTACTGGTTTACTTACTCTCTTACTTAGAAGAAGGTCTTCCTCCTGGTTCCCTGCAGACTTATAAGGGGCTCCCATAGCACCGGTCCTCAGCAACCGGCTGCTTCGCGCCGGTGCTTGGGGCAGCGGTTCTGCGGCGAAGCAGCCGGTTTCGCAGAAGAACCCCTTCTAGAAGAACCCCAAAGAGAACTGCCATGTCGAGGAAGAAGGGTGTTTCAACCGGTTTCAGCAGGCCTACTCTTAACAAACAAATAAGAACGAATCCTGCCTTTCCCCTCTTCCAAGCACCGCTTCCCCCTCGTAGGCCGGGGTGGCCTACGAACCCCTCCGGTTTCCCATTATAAATAAGTTTAGACCGAAGGGAAAGAGCCTCAGCCGGAGCCGTAGCCGGACCGGAGGGTAGCCGGAGCCGTAGCCGTAGGGAAGGAGGGAGGAAGGAAGGGACCGTAGGGTAGGGAGCTGTACTTATTTATTATGGGAAACCGGAGGGGTTCGTAGGCCACCCCGGCCTACGAGGGAAAAGCGGAGGAAAGGCCGGGGTGGCCTACGAACCCCTGCGGCCTTTCTTTCCTCCGCTTCCCCTCCGGCGAGGAATTTTTACCATTATAAATAAGTATAGTCAGACTATACTTATTTATAATGGTAAAAATTCCTAGCCCATTATAATTAACTATAACTTAGTTATAGTTAATTATAATGGGCTAGGAATTTTTACCATTATAAATAAGTACAGCTCCCTCCCCTACCTCCTTCCCTACGGCTCCGGCACTTTCCCTCCGGTCGGGGGTGGCCCCAGCCCATACTTGGGGCTGGGGCCCCCCGAGCCCCAGCCCATACTTGGGGCTGGGGCTCGGGGGGCCCCAGCCCCAAGTATGGGCTGGGGCCCCCGAGTCCCTACGGCTCCGGCCCCGGCTCCGGCTGAGGCTCTTTCCCTTCGGTCTAAACTTATTTATAATGGTAAAAAGTCCTCGCCTTCTTCCTCGTAGAAGCAGCCGGGGGTGGCCACCCCTTCGATGGCCACCCCGGCCAGCGAGGGGTCGGGGGCCCCAGCCCATACTTGGGGCTGGGGCCCCCGAGCCATCGAAGGGGCGGCCTACGAGCCCGGAGGGAAAGCGGTGCTCTGGACCTTTCAGTCTCGTAGGCCGCCCTTCTGCGGTCGGGGGGGGCCCAGCCTTGGGGCTGGGGCCCCCGAGCCCCAGCCCATACTATGGGCTGGGGCCCCCGAGCCTACGAGCCGGAGGGAAGGAGAGAGGGGAGTTCTTGCAAGAACAAGGTTTCTTATTAGGATGTCGGCAGAAGCGCCCCTTTCTTCCGTTTACCATTATAAAAATATAAGTCCAGCTCTTTCCCTCCGGCTTAGCGGAGCACCGGGGTTCTTCGGCGAAGCAGCACCCTGCGGTCGGTCTAACTAAACTTATTTATAATGGTAAAAATTCCGGCGTTTAAAGAAGAACAGCAAGAACACCTCTTCTGTCAGAACTGCTGTTCTTGGTCTAACTAAACTTATTTATAATGGTAAAAATTCCGTCCTTTTCCCATTATAATTAACTATAACTTAGTTATAGTTAATTATAATGGGCTAGGAATTTTTACCATTATAAATAAGTATAGCTAGACCCCTTCGGTCTATACTTATTTATAATGGTAAAAATTCTCCCTTCGGACCCCTCGCTGGCCGGGGTGGCCAGCGAACCCTTGTTTTTTCCCTTTATAAATAATTATAAGGAACTTATAATTAATTATAAAGGGAAAAAACAAGGGTTCGCTGGCCACCCCGGCCATCGAGGGGAAAGCCTTCTGCCTCGTAGGCCGCAGAAGGGCGGCCTACGAGCCCGGAGGGAAAGCGGTGCTCTGGACCTTTCAGTCTCGTAGGCCGCCCTTCTGCGGCCTACGAGGGAAAGCTGTTCTTCTGCGGGTGGTTACCCCCAGGGAACCAGCCGGTTCCCTCTTCCGCTATGAAACTTACATAAGAGAGAAAGAGTTTAGAGGAGCGGCTGGTTCCCTTTTAACGCCGAAGTGGAAGGAACACCCTTACTTATAAGTCCAGAAGAAGGCTTTCCTCCGCTTTCCCTCCGGTTTCCCATTATAATTAACTATAACTTAGTTATAGTTAATTATAATGGGAAACCGGAGGGAAAGCGGAGGAAAGCCGGTTTCGCAGAAAGCCCTCTAGGAGACTCCTTTGTTTCCTACTATAAATAGAATTCGTTATATATTAAGTATAGTAGGAAATTTACTTAATAGGATTTCTGCTTTGTTTCATAGCGGAAGAGCAGGACAAAGGGGGTCTTCTCGTACTAGCCCATTAAGCCTACGGAAGGGTTCTTCCTCCGCTTTCCCCTCGTAGAAGCAGGCTCGATGGCCTCCCTTCTTCCGGGTACGATGGCCACCCCGGCCATATAGGGGCCATCGAGGGGGTGGCCTACGAACCCCTCCGGCTTTCCCCTCGTAGAAGAAGCCGGGGCTCGATGGCCGCCCGCCCCTATATGGCCGGGGTGGCCATCGAACCCGAAGGAGGCCGGGGCTCGATGGCCGCCCCTTCTGCGGCCATCGAGGGGGTGGCCTACGAACCCTATGTTTTTCCCATTATAATTAATTATATTTAAATATAATTAATTATAATGGGAAAAACATAGGGTTCTTACCCTCTTCCCCTCGTAAAAGCAGGCTCGAGGGCCGCCCCTTCTGCGGGTTCGATGGCTCGGGGGCCCCAGCCTTCTGCCAAGTATGGGCTGGGGCCCCCGAGCCATCGAACCCGGAAGAAGGGGCGGCCCTCGAGCCTGCTTCTACGAGGGGAAGGGATAAACCAAGGAAAGCAAGGCCGCATGGAACGGCAGGATTCGTTCTTATTTGTTTGTTAAGAGTAGGCCTGCTTGGTTGAAACACCCTTCTTCCCTCGAAGGCAGTTATTGAGGGGCCCTCGTAGGCCTCCTTCGGAGGGCTAGGACGAGCCCCTCGTAGGCCGCCCTTCTCTAGGCTGCTTCTTAACTTAATAAGAGGGGGATCAGGCCTACGAGGAAAACCTCCCTTTTCGTCTCCGGGGGCGCGCAGCTCTACCCCATTTCAGTGGGCCCAGACCGAAGGGTCTTCTGCCAGAAAGGGCAGGGGGTCTTCTGGGGGCAAAAAAAAGGAATGAAAGGGGTAGAGCCTCTGGCAGAAGAACCAGCAGGTAAGAACTGCTGACTTACTTAGAAGTAGACCCTTCGGTCTGCTCTTCGGCTTAAAAACTGCTGTTCTTCTTATTAGGAACAGCAGGAGGAATATAGCCCCTCCTTGCAGCTTCCCTTTCAGTCTTTAAGGAAGAAGGAAGGCCTACGAGGGGCACCCCCTCAAGAACTGCCTTCTTGGATTTCTTGAAGGGGTTCTTCGCAGCAGCGATTCCGGCAGCCGGCCTACTCTTAATAAACAAATAAGAACGAATCCTGCCTTCTTTAAAGGAGTTCCTGAAGGGGCCCACTCTTCTTTCCCCTCGCTGAAGCAGGCTCGATGGCCGCTCGGGGGCCCCAGCCCCAAGGCTGGGGCCCCCGACCCCTTCTGCGGTCGGGGGCCCCCAGCCTTGGGGCAGGGGCCCCCAAGCCTCTCCTATGTTTTTCGGCCCCTAGCCCCAAGTTGGGGCTAGGGGCCCCCAACCCTTAAAACTAAGTATAGTCAGACTCTACTTAGGTTTAAGCCGGAGGGTAGGAGAAAACATAGAGAGAGCCGTAGGGTAGGGGTGGGTTCGATGGCCACCCCGGCCCTTCCTTCTCTCCTTCCCTCCGGTCCGGCTTCCCTCCGGTCCGGCTATGTTTTTCCCCTTATAATTAACTATAACTTTGTTATAGTTAATTATAAGGGGAAAAACATAGGAAGAGGGGCTCGGGGGCCCCAGCCCCAAGTATGGGTCGGGGGCCCCAGCCCCCGACCAGCGAACCCTTGGTTTTTCCCATTATAATTAACTATAACTTAGTTATAGTTAATTATAATGGTCGGGGGCCCCCAGCCCCAACTTGGGGCTGGGGGCCCCCGAGGAAAAACCAAGGACAGAACAGCAGCGATTCCTGCAGCCGGCCTACTCTTAACAAACAAATAAGAACGAATCCTGCCTTCTTTAAAGGAGTTCCTGAAGGGGTTCTTCGCAGCAGCGATTCCTGCAGCCGGCCTACTCTTAACAAACAAACCGAAGGGTACAGGCAAAAAACCCGAAGAGGGCAAAAACCCCGAAGGGTACAGGCAAACTTATAAACCGAAGGGTACAGGCAAACACCGAAGGGGAAAGAGGGGCAAAAACCCCGAAGAGGGCAAAAACCCCGAAGAGGGCAAAAACCCCGAAGGAGGGCAAACAAATAAGAGTTCAGAGCACCGTAGGGAATCGGCGCCCCCTTAAAGAGGCTGTAAATAAAGAGAGAAAATGGCGTTTTCCCCTTATAAGTTTAGTTAGACTAAACTTATAAAGGGAAAACGCCGGTGCTTTGGGTTCGGAACAGCCGGTTTCCCGGTCTCGCAGCAGTTCTTGCCTTGGGCAGCGGTTCTTCGGCGTTTAAAGGGCTTTCCTTGTTTTTTCCCTTCCTCCGCTTCCCCTTCGGTTTCCCATTATAAATAAGTTTAGTTAGACTAAACTTATTTATAATGGGAAACCGAAGGGGAAGCGGAGGAAGGGAAAGGAATTTTTACCATTATAAAAATATAAGTCCGCCTTAAAATGCTTGGTGGATCCTTCGGTCTAACTAAACTTATTTATAATGGTAAACTTCCTTTTCTTCTGCCTTCCCCCTCGATGGCCGGGGGCGGCCATCGAGCCCCTCTTCCTATGTTTTCCTCCTACCCTCCGGCTCCTACCCTCCGGCTCTTACACTTCGTTCCCTACGGCTCCGGCTCCGGCTTAAAACTAAGTTTAGACCGAAGGGGTCTAGCTAAACTTAGTTTTAAGCCAGAGCCGGAGCCGTAGGGAACGAAGTGTAAGAGCCGGAGGGTAGGAGCCGGAGGGTAGGAGGAAAACATAGCCGGAGCCGGAGGGACCGGAGGGGTAGAGGGAATGGCCGCAGAAGGGCTCGATGGCCGCCCCTTCTGCGAAGCAGCCGGGGGTGGTCGGGGGGCCCCCAGCCCATACTTGGGGCTGGGGGCCCGTCCTTTCTCCTACCCTCCGGCTTAAAACTAAGTATAGCTAGACCCCTTCGGTCTATACTTAGTTTTAAGCCGGAGGGTAGGAGAAAGGAAGAGCCCCAGCCTTGGGGCTGGGGCCCCCGAGCCATCGAACCCTTGGTTTTTCCCATTATAATTAAGTCTGACTAAACTTAGTTTTAAGCCGGAGCCGTAGGGACCGAAGGGTAGCAGAGCGTAAGAGCCGGAGCCGTAGGGAACGAAGTGTAAGAGGGGAGGGGAGAAAACATAGGAAGAGGGGCCGGCTCCCCTTTGTTTTATAGAAGCAGGCAAGACCGGTTCGGAAAGACCGGTTTCCCTAGCCCCTAGACCTCCGGGGGCTGCTGGCAGAAGACCCAGACAAGGCAGGGGGTCTTCTCGAACCTAGCCCATTAAGTACTAATAAGAGGGGGTTTTTCTAGAACGGACCCCTTAAAGCCTGGGGGGTTTCTAGGGGTTCTTATATAACGGCTCGGGGGCCCCAGCCCCAAGTATGGGCTGGGGCCCCCGACCGCCCTTCAGGAAGGCAGTTCTTGAGGGGTGCCCCGAGAAGAGGAAAAACCTGCTCCGTCCCCCGAACAGCAGGAGGAATACTGAAAGGAAAGAGCCGAAGGGAAAGAGAGATGGGCCCTTCTGCTGAGGATTTCTGCTGGTTCCCTCTTCTTTAAGCTATGAAACAAAGCATAAATACGGTTTCCCTTTGTTCCCTACATTAATAAACTTATAAGTTTATTAATGTAGGGAACAAAGGGAAACCGTAAAACCGGCAGTTCTTTTAAAGAAGCACCCTCTTCTTGCAACCGGCTGCTCTTCGTGCTCCGTTTTCCTATTATAATTAAATATATTTAGATATATTTAATTATAATAGGAAAAAGGGGCACCCTGCCGGCAAGAAGAGCAGCCGGTTACTTAAGTATTATAACTTATAAGTAAGAATTTAATTAGTTATAATACTTAAGTAACCGGAGCACCTCGACTGAAAGGGGTTCTCAGAACTGCTGGTCGCCAGCAGACCGAAGGGCCGTGCTGCGAAGAACAGCAGTTCTTGCTGCCTGCTCTATGCCAATTCTTTGTTTCCTATACTAATTAACTATATTTATTAATATAGTTACTAAAGTATAGGAAACTTCTTATAAGTAAGTAAGTCCAGCCTGCCTAGCCTTTTTTCTTATAATAATTAAGTATACTTATAGTATAGTTAATTATTATAAGAAAAAGGGCTTTGTTTCGTATATTAATTAAAACTAAATATTTATAGATTTGATACGAAACAAAGTTTCATAGCGGAAGGAAGGTGCTTCTCTCTCTAATAAATCTAAGTATAGTTAATTCTAATAGGCCCTTCCTTTGTTTCATAGCCGAAGAGTAGCAGAAGACCTTTAAATTTACTCCTGCTGTTCTTCGAACTCCTTTAAAGCAGGGTGTTCCTCTTATTTGTTTGTTAAGAGTAGGCCGGGTGTTCCACCGCTGTTCTTCTGGGTTCTTGCAACCGGTTTAAGGCGAAGCAGCCGGCTGCTTCGCCTTAAACCGGTTGCAAGAACCCAGAAGAACAGCGGTGGAACACCCGGGGGTTCTTCGGCGTTTAAAGCAGCCACCCTGCAGCAGTTCCTTCCTTGGTTTTTCCCTTCCTTGTTTTTTCCTATTATAATTAATTATAACTTAGTTATAATTAATTATAATAGGAAAAAACAAGGAAGGGAAAAACCAAGGGTTCGTAGGCTCGGGGGGGCTCGGGGGCCCCTGCCCCAAGTTGGGGCAGGGGCCCCCAACCCCAGCCCCTACTTGGGGCCCCCGAGCCCCAGCCCCAAGTATGGGCTGGGGCTCGGGGGCCCCAAGTAGGGGCTGGGGCCCCCCCCCGACCACCCCCTGGCCATCGAAGGGGCGGCCTACGAGCCCGAAGGATCCACCTTCTTTGTCTTGGTTTTTCTTCTGCCATCATAATTAAATATAACTTAGTTATATTTAATTATGATGGCAGAAGAAAAACCAAGCAGCTTATATTTTTATAATGGTAAACTTTCCCTTCCCCTCGTAGGCCGCAGAAGGGCGGCCTACGAGCCCCCTCTCTCCTTCCCTCCGGCTCGTAGGCCGCCCTTCTGCGGCCTACGAGGGGAAAGGCTTAAAGGGGCTCGATGGCCTCCCCTTCTGCGAAGCAGCCTCAGAGCACCGTAGGGACCCGGCGGGCTCGATGGCCGCCCCTTCTGCGGCTTCTTCATCGAGGGGGTGGTCGGGGGCTCGGGGGCCCCCAGCCCCAAGTTGGGGCAGGGGCCCCCAACCCCAGCCTTGGGGCTGGGGTTGGGGGCCCCTGCCCCAACTTGGGGCTGGGGGCCCCCGAGCCCCCGAGCCTTTCCCCTCGATGGCCGGTGCTCGATGGCCGCCCCTTCTGCAAGCAGGCCTCTCCTATGTTTTTCCCATTATAATTAACTATAACTTTGTTATAGTTAATTATAATGGGAAAAACATAGGAAGAGGGGGTGGTCGGGGGCCCCAGCCCATACTTGGGGCTGGGGCCCGTCCTTTCTCCCTCCTACCCTCCGGCTCCGGCTTAAAACTAAGTATAGCTAGACCCCTTCGGTCTATACTTAGTTTTAAGCCGGAGCCGGAGGGTAGGAGGGAGAAAACCAAGGAAGAGCCATCGAACCCTATGTTTCCTCTACCCCTCCGGCTACCCTACGGTCCATTCCTTCCCTCCGGTCCGGTCCGGTTTATAATTAACTATAACTTTGTTATAGTTAATTATAATGGGAAAAACATAGGAAGAACCCTTGGTTTTTACCATTATAAATAAGTTTAGTTAGACTAAACTTATTTATAATGGTAAAAACCAAGGACATAATTAACTATAACCTAATAAGTTATAGTTAATTATAATGGGAAAAACCAAGGAACCCATTAAGCCTACGAGGAAAACGGGCCCATTCTTATCTTATTAAGAATAGGCCTTTAAAAGTTTAAGCCGGCTCGGGGGCCCCAGCCCCAAGTATGGGCTGGGGCCCCCGACCCCTCTTCCTATGTTTTTCCCCTTAAAACTAAGTTTAGCTAGACCCCTTCGGTCTAAACTTAGTTTTAAGCCGGCGGGTAGGAGAAAACATAGGCGGACCGGAGGGAAGCCGGAGGGTAGAAGGAAGGGCCGGTTCTTGCTATATGGCCGCCCTTCTTCCGGCCATATAGGGGGTGGTCGGGGGGCCCCAGCCTTGGGGCTGGGGCCCCCGAGCCCCAGCCCCAAGGCTGGGGCTCCCGAGCCATCGAACCCGAAGGAGAGCAGCCGGTTGCAAGAACCGCGGATGAAGGGCTGCAACGCTGCCCCCGGTGTTCTTCGGTTCTTGCAACTTTAAGGCGTTCCTCCGGCCCGGAAAACTGCAGGAACGCCTTAAAGTTGCTCCGAACCGGCTGTTCTTCTTTAAACGCCGAAGAGGAAGGAACACCCATTAAGTCTTACTGCTTCCTTAAAAGGGGGCTTTTGAAAGCCACTCTTACTTATTTATTTATTTATTTATTTAGATTAGGATCCGTGGTCTTAAGTAAGAAGACCTGGATCCGTGTTATAAGACCAGTTAAAGATTTAATCTTATAACCATCCGAGCAGAAGAACTGCTGGACCTTTAAAAGGTTCTTCTAGTAATTTGGGCTCTTCCTTGGTTTTTCCCATTATAATTAACTATAACCTAATAAGTTATAGTTAATTATAATGGGAAAAACCAAGGGTTCGATGGCTCGGGGGGCCCCAGCCCATACTTGGGGCTGGGGCCCCCGAGCCCCAGCCCCAAGTATGGGCTCGGGGGCCCCAGCCCCAAGTATGGGCTGGGGCCCCCGAGCCCCAGCCCCAAGTATGGGCTCGGGGGCCCCAGCCCCAAGTATGGGCTGGGGCCCCCGAGCCCCAGCCCCAAGTATGGGCTGGGGCCCCCGAGCCCCAGCCCCAAGTATGGGCTCGGGGGCCCCAGCCCCAAGGCTGGGGCCCCCCGACCACCCCCTATATGGCCGGAAGAAGGGCGGCCATATAGCAAGAACCGGCCCTTCCTTCTACCCTCCGGCTTCCCTCCGGTCCGCCTATGTTTTTCCCCTTATAATTAACTATAACTTTGTTATAGTTAATTATAATGGGAAAAACATAGGAAGAGGGGAAAGCAGAAAAGCCTGTCTGCTGCAAGAACCGCTTCCCCCTCGTAGAAGAAGCCTGTCCTTGTTTTTTACCATTAAAAATAAGTTTAGTTAGACTAAACTTATTTTTAATGGTAAAAAACAAGGACAGGCTTCTTCTACGAGGGGGAAGCGGTTCTTGCAGAAGAAAGGCTCGGGGGCCCCAGCCCCAAGGATGGGCTGGGGCCCCCGAGCCTTTCTTCTGCTATGTTTTTCCCATTATAATTAACTATAACTTATTAGGTTATAGTTAATTATAATGGGAAACCGGAGGGGTTCGTAGGCCACCCCGGCTGCTTCTACGAGGGGACAGGCCCTTCTTCCCTCCGGTTTCCCATTATAAATAAGTTTAGTTAGACTAAACTTATTTATAATGGGAAACCGGACCGAACCGGAGGGTAGGAGCCGGAGGGAAAGAGGAAGCGGTGCTCTGGACCTTTCAGCCTCTTCCTTTGGCTCGTAGGCCTCCCTTCTGCGGTCGGGGGCCCCAGCCCATACTTGGGGCTGGGGCCCCCGAGCCTTTCCTCCGCTTTCCCTCCGGTTTCCCCTTATAATTAACTATAACTTTGTTATAGTTAATTATAAGGGGAAACCGGAGGGAAAGCGGCGGAAGAGGGGAAAGATCCATTTAAATGAACTATAACCTACTAAGTTATAGTTCATTTAAATGGATCTTTCCAAGCCGGACCGAACCGAAGCCGGAGCCGTAGCCGGACCGAAGGGTAGGAGAGAAGGGACCGTAGGGTAGGGAGGGAGAGCCGGAGCCGTAGGGACCGGAGGGGTAGAGGGAAGGAAGGGCTCTTCCTTGGTTTTCTCCCTCCTACCCTCCGGCTCCGGCTTAAAACTAAGTATAGACCGAAGGGGTCTAGCTATACTTAGTTTTAAGCCGGAGCCGGAGGGTAGGAGGGAGAAAGGACGGGCCCCAGCCCCAAGTATGGGCTGGGGCCCCCGACCGACCCGGCCTACGAGGGGAAGAGGGGGCTCTTCTTCTGCTCCTTCGGCTTTCCCCTCGATGGACGGGGGTGGCCATCGAGGGGAAAGCCCATTATAAATAAGTTTAGTTAGACTAAACTTATTTATAATGGGAAACCGAAGGGGAACCGCTCCTCCTACCGCCCCTCCGGCCTTGGTTCGGTTTCCCATTATAAATAAGTTTAGTCTAACTAAACTTATTTATAATGGGAAACCGGAGGGGAACCGCTCCTCCTACCGCCCCTCCGGCCTTGGTTCGGTTTCCCATTATAAATAAGTTTAGTTAGACTAAACTTATTTATAATGGGAAACCGGAGGGGAAGCGGAGCAGCAGAAAGTCCGCCCTTCTTTCCTCCGCTTTCCCTCCTTTAAAAGAGGAATTTTTCCCATTATATAATTTTCCCATTATAAATAAGTACAGTCCTCTTACGCTCCGCTCTACCCTACGGTCCCTTCTTCCCTCCGGTCGGGGGCCCCAGCCCCAACTTGGGGCTGGGGCCCCCGAGCTCCGGTCCGGTCGGTCTAACTAAACTTATTTATAATGGTAAAAATTCCGTCCTTTTCCCATTTAAACGGATTATATTCAAATATAATCCGTTTAAATAGGAAAAACCAAGGGTTCTCTCCTTCCCTCCGGCTCGTAGAAGCAGGAAAGCCCATTATAATTAATTATATTTAAATATAATTAATTATAATGGGCGGGGTCGAAACATAGCAGCAGTTCCCCAGGCTGCTTCTACGAGGGGCATAACTCCTGTCAGAACTGCTGCCTTTAAAAGGAGCTTCCCCTTCAGTTTCCCATTATAAATAAGTTTAGTTAGACCGACCGGACCGGAGCAGGAGGGAAGAAGGGACCGTAGGGTAGAGCGGAGCGTAAGAGGACTGTACTTATTTATAATGGGAAAAACCAAGGAAGGGAAAAACATAGGGTTCGCTGGCCACCCCCTCGTTGGCCTCCTTCTTTCCTTGTTTTTTCCCATTAAACCTAAGTATAGTCTGACTATACTTAGTTTTAATGGGAAAAAACAAGGACAGGGCGGCCAACGAGCCCCCTCTTCCTATGTTTTTACCCTTATAATTAACTATAACCTAATAAGTTATAGTTAATTATAAGGGTAAAAACATAGGAAGGGCTCGGGGGCCCCAGCCCCAAGGCTGGGCCCCCCCCGACCGCAGAAGGGGCGGCCATCGAGCCCCGGCCATCGAGGGGAAAGAAGGGCGGTCGGGGGGGGCCCCAGCCTTGGGGCTGGGGGCCCCCGAGCCCCAGCCCCAACTTGGGGGCCCCCGAGCCTTTCTTCTGCTATGTTTATCCCATTATAATTAACTATAACTTATTAGGTTATAGTTAATTATAATGGGATAAACATAGGAAGATCCCGAAACCGCATGTTCCTTCCTTAAGAGGTAGGAACACCCTTATTTGTTTAAGTTCGATTCCCCACTGAAAGGGTCGAGTCTCATCAGCCTTTCCTCTTTTTAAGGCGAAGCAGCCGGTCGGGGGTTGGGGGCCCCCAGCCCCAAGTATGGGCTGGGGGCCCCCGAGCCCCAGCCCATACTTGGGGCTGGGGCCCTTCCTTGGTTTTTCCCCTTAAAACTAAGTATAGTCAGACTATACTTAGTTTTAAGGGGAAAAACCAAGGAAGAGCCCGAAACCGCAGTTCTTAATAAGATAAGAGTTCAGAGCACCGTAGGGAATCGGCGCCCCCTTTCTCCTTCGGCGGAGTAGGCTTAAAAAATGGGAAACCTCCCTTTTCGAAGAACTCCTTTACGGGGGAAGCGGCCTACTCTTAATAAGATAAGATAAGAGTGGGCCCTTCTGCTGCTGCTCGAAGCATTTTAAAATGGAAACAGGGCGGTCGGGGGTTGGGGGCCCCAGCCCATAGTAGGGGCTGGGGCCCCCGAGCCCCAGCCCCTACTATGGGCTGGGGCCCCCGAGCCTTTCCTATGTTTTTCCCATTATAATTAACTATAACTTAGTTATAGTTAATTATAATGGGAAAAACATAGGAAAGGCCAAGAACGGCTGCTCTTCGGCTTTAAACCCCCGGTTCTTGCACGGCTCTTACCTTTCAGTAAGGGTTTCTGCTCTTCTTATAAGTAAGGGGGCCACTGAAAGGTCTACTTATAAGCTAGGACCCTTCGGTCCTGCTTCCTGAAGATCCTGCTCTATGCCACTGTAAGGCTTTCCTTTGTTTCATAGCCGAAGAGGAGCTGCTGGGTGTTCCACCGGCTGCTTCGCCGGTCTTCTGCTGCTGCGGTGTAACACCCAGCAGCTCCTCTTCGGCTATGAAACAAAGGAAAGCCCATTCTAATTAACTATAACTTATTAAGTTATAGTTAATTAGAATAGGGGGCTTTCCTACGTTTATCCCTCCTTTTCCCATTATAATTAACTATAACTAAGTTATAGTTAATTATAATGGGAAAAGGAGGGATAAACATAGCAGAAGACCGAATTTTTACCATTATAAATAAGTCCAGCTCTTCTGCTACCAGAGCACCGTAGGGAAGCGGCTTCGGTCTAACTAAACTTATTTATAATGTCCTTTTAAAGGCGATTCTTCTGCTCTTAAAGGCGGTGCTTTCCTTGGTTTTTCCTCGGGGGCCCCTAGCCCCAAGTTGGGGCTAGGGGCCCCCGACCATTATAATTAACTATAATTTAGTTATAGTTAATTATAATGGTCGGGGGCCCCTAGCCCCAACTTGGGGCTAGGGGCCCCCGAGGAAAAACCAAGGAAGAACCACCAGCAGCTCCTCTTCGGCTATGAAACAAAGGAAAGAAAGGTCTGCTAGGACCCTTATAATAAGTCTGGGGAACCAGCAGCGGGTCTTGCGCCTTAAAAAGGAGGGGGAACCACCCGGCTGCTTCGCCGTTTCCCCCCCCCCGAAGGAGCAGAAGAACCTTCGGTACTTTCAGTGGCCCCTATACTGAAAACCCCAGGACTTTGGGAATCAGCAGTCGGAAGTTTTAAGGACCGAACGAGGGGGCGCCGATTCCCTACGGTGCTCTGAACTCTTCTGCTGCACTGAAAGGTCTTCCCTGCTCTATGCCACTATCTTCTGCTGCTTCAGCCGCTTTCAGTACAAAAAACAAGCTTTAGATTGAAGTTCGGCTAGTAAATAATAGGCTATCTTTATCTACTTTAAAGGCACTTGAAATAAATTTCCTGACTTTCGGTTTCCTATTTAACTATAGTAATAGTTATAATTAAGTAGGCGGCACCCAGATTTGAACTGGGGAATAAATGATTTGCAATCATCTGCCTTACCACTTGGCTATGCCACCTTGTTAAAAGTTCAAATTTAAAAATCTATTAGATATTGTATTGTCTGTTTATAATATCAAAAAATATTAAAATGACTACTTTATTTTTATGTATATTAACTATTTTTAATAATAATATGAGTTTACTATTGTTTTTAAAAAAATTTTAAAGCAATTTTATTCAAATAGAATACCTAATTTAATAACTTAATCTTTTTAAAACATTAAAAATTTAGTAATATGTTTTTACTAAATTTTTAATTTTTGAAGTCTCCTTTTTATACCCTACTTTCTTATTATCTACTTCTACGAAGAATACATATTTGTTCTGTTCTAAAATAATCGACGGTGTGGCAGAATAAGGGGGCAGCGGTTCTTGCTTTCCCCTCTTCCTATGTTTTCCCTCTACCACTTCGTTCCCTCCGGCTCCTACCCTCCGGCTCTTTCCCTCCGGTCGGGGGCCCCAGCCCCAACTTGGGGCTGGGGCCCCCGAGTCCCTACGGCTCCGGTCGGGGCCCCAGCCCATACTATGGGCTGGGGCCCCCGAGCTCCGGCTTAAAAATAAGTTTAGACCGAAGGGGTCTAGCTAAACTTATTTTTAAACCGAAGGGGCTATATGGCCGCTCGGGGGGCTCGGGGGCCCCTGCCCCAAGTATGGGCAGGGGCCCCCAACCCCAGCCCATACTTGGGGCTGGGGCCCCCGAGCCCCAGCCCCAAGTATGGGCTGGGGTTGGGGGCCCCTGCCCATACTTGGGGCTAGGGGCCCCCGAGCCCCCGACCCTTCTTCCGGCCATATAGGGGGTGGAGAAAACATAGCCGGACCGGACCGGAGCCGGACCGGAGGGTAGCCGGAGCCGTAGGGACTCGGGGTTGGGGGCCCCAGCCTTGGGGCTGGGGGACCCCGAGCCCCAGCCCATAGTATGGGCTGGGACTCGGGGGTTGGGGGCCCCAGCCTTGGGGCTGGGGGACCCCGAGCCCCAGCCCATAGTATGGGCTGGGGCTCGGGGTCCCCCAGCCCCAAGGCTGGGGCCCCCAACCCCCCGACCGGAGGGGTAGAGGAGAGGACCGTAGGGAAACCGGAGCCGTAGCCGTACCGGAGCCGGAGCCGTAGGGACCGAAGGGTAGCAGAAAGAGAGAGCCGGACCGGAGGGTAGGAGAGGAGGGGAGCCGAAGGGTAGCAGAGCGGAAGAGCCGGAGCCGTACCGAAGCCGGAGGGAACGAAGTGGTAGAGGGGAGACGAAGTGGTAGAGGGGAGGGGAGCCGTAGGGTAGAGCCGGACCGGACCGAACCGGACCGGACCGGAGGGAAGCCGGAGCCGGAGCCGTAGGGACCGAAGGGTAGCAGAGCGTAAGAGCCGGACCGGACCGGAGGGTAGCCGGAGCCGTAGGGACCGGAGGGAAAGAGGGAAGGGAGACGTAGTGTAAGAGGGGAAGGGAGAGCCGTAGCCATAGCCGTAGCCGTACCGGACCGGACCGGAGGGACCGAAGCTCTGTCGGCCGAAGGGTAGCAGAGCGTAAGAGGCCGAAGGGTAGCTCTGTCGGCCGAAGGGTAGCAGAAAGAGAGAGCCGGAGCCGGACCAGCCCGAAGGGAAGGAGAGCCGGAGCCGTAGGGACCGGAGGGAAAGAGGGAAGGAACCGGAGGGTAGGAGCCGTAGGGGAGGGGAGGAAGGGAGAGCCGGAGCCGTAGCCGTAGGGACTCGGGGGGCCCAACTCTGGGCTGGGGCCCCCGAGCCCCAGCCCAGAGTTGGGGCTGGGGCTCGGGGGCCCCAGCCCAGAGTTGGGCCCCCCGACCGAAGGGTAGCAGAAAGAGAGAGCCGGAGCCGTAGGGACTCGGGGGCCCCAACTCTGGGCTGGGGCCCCCACGACCGAAGGGTAGCAGAGCGTAAGAGCCGGAGCCGTACCGGAGGGAAGGAGCCGAAGGGTAGCAGAAAGAGAGAGGGGAGGGGAAGGAAGGGCCGGGGCTATATGGCCGCCCCTTCTGCGAAGCAGCCATATAGTGGGTGGTCGGGGGCCCCAGCCTTGGGGCTGGGGCCCCCGAGCCACCCTTGGTTTTTCCCATTATAATTAACTATAACTTAGTTATAGTTAATTATAATGGGAAAAACCAAGGAAAAACCACCAGCAGCCCTGCTTAGAACTGCTGGCAGAAGGGCTTTCCCCTCTTCCTATGTTTTCTCCCCTCCCTCCCCTCTCTCTTTCTGCTACCCTTCGGCTCCTTCCCTCCGGTACGGCTACGGCTCCGGCTCTCTCTTTCTGCTACCCTTCGGCCGACAGAGCTACCCTTCGGCCTCTTACGCTCTGCTACCCTTCGGCCGACAGAGCTACCCTTCGGTCCCTCCGGTCCGGTCCGGTACGGCTCCGGCTCCGGCTTTAAAATAAGTTTAGACCGAAGGGGTCTAGCTAAAATTTTAAACCGAAGGGGTGGAGAAAACATAGCCGTAGGGAAAAAGGGCCGGGGCTCGATGGCCGCCCCTTCTGCGAAGCAGCCATATAGGGGGTGGTCGGGGGGCCCCCAGCCCATACTTGGGGGGCCCCCGAGCCCCAGCCTTGGGGCTGGGGCCCGTCCTTGTTTTTCTCCCTCCCCTCTTACGCTTCGCTCCCTACGGCTCCGGCTCCGGCTTAAAACTAAGTATAGCTAGACCCCTTCGGTCTATATTTAGTTTTAAGGGGAAAAAACAAGGAAGAGCCACCCTTGGTTTTTCCCATTATAATTAACTATAACTTAGTTATAGTAATTATAATGGAAAAACCAAGGACAGAAGCAGCACGCCGATGCTTGGAGACTGGTTCCCTGGGAAACTGGCTTTACTTGGTTTTTCAAGAAACTCCTTGGTTTTCCCATTATAATTAACTATAACTTAGTTATAGTTAATTATAATGGCAGAAGAACCCGGTGTTCTTCTAAGCAGGGCTCTTCCTTGGTTTTTCCCATTATAATTAACTATAACTAAGTTATAGTTAATTATAATGGGAAAAACCAAGGAAGAGCAAGAACAAGCACCGCCGGTGCGGAGCAACCGGTCGGGGGTTCGATGGCCACCCCTTCTGCTGGCCATCGAACCCCCGACCGGTTGCTCCGCACAAGAAGACCGGTTCCCCCCCGAAGGAGGCCTACGAGGGGGTTATTATTGTAGGCCGCCATAAAGCCTTTCCTTGTTTTTTCCTCGGGGGCCCCCAGCCCCAAGTTGGGGCTGGGGGCCCCCGACCATTATAATTAACTATAACTAAGTTATAGTTAATTATAATGGTCGGGGGCCCCCAGCCCCAACTTGGGGCTGGGGGCCCCCGAGGAAAAAACAAGGAAGAGGCAGAAGGGCTGCTTCGCTGCTCCTGCAGCAGAAGAATTGCTGCCGGTCTCGAACGGCCGCCCGTAGGAGGGGAGCCGCCTTAAAAAGCAGCAGTTCTGGCAGAAGAAACCGCGGTTCTTGCAACCGGCTGCTTCTTTCCTGCCCCTCGTAGGCCGCAGAAGGGCGGCCTCTCCTTGGAAATTCCCATTTAAATGAACTATAACAAAGTTATAGTTCATTTAAATGGGAATTTCCAAGGAGAGGCCGCCCTTCTGCGGCCTACGAGGGGCAGGAAAGAAGCAGCCACTGGCTTACTTACTTATAAGACAGCGTATATATAAGAACAGCCCGTCTACCGGAAGAAAGGGTCGAGGTCTTACCTCGTAGTTTTGTCTTATCTTATAAGTATGACTTAACTTAACTTAACTTAACTAAACTTAACTTAACTTAACTTATAAGACTTAACTTATAAGGCTTAACTTAACTTATAATACCAAAGCCGGCCTCGGTAACCAGCTGGTTCCCTGGCAGAAGGGCTTTCCTTGGTTTTTCCCATTAGACCGGATTATATTTGAATATAATCCGTTCTAATGGGAAAAACCAAGGAAAGAAGCAGCACCCGGCTGGTTCCCTGGTGGTACCGCCTTTAAAAGGAAACCGGAATTTGGAGCAACCATTATAAATAAGTTTAGTTAGACCAAGAACAGCAGTTCTATCCTGGGTTTTACCCTTCCTTGGTTTTTCCCATTATAATTAATTATAACTAAGTTATAATTAATTATAATGGGAAAAACCAAGGAAGGGTAAAACCCAGGATAGGGCTTTCCCCTCGATGGCCGGGGTGGCCATCGAGGGGAAAGCCTCCTTTAAAGAATCGGCGTACTTATATTTTTATAATGGTAAACGAAAGAAAGGGGCGCTTCTGCCGCCATCCTTATAAGAAAGCTTGTTCTTGCAAGAACTCCCCTCTCTCCTTCCCTCCGGCTCGTAGAAGCAGCCGGGGCGGTCGGGGGCTCGGGGGCCCCCAGCCCCAAGTTGGGGCAGGGGCCCCCAACCCCAGCCTTGGGGCTGGGGCCCCCGAGCCTACGAGACTGAAAGGTCCAGAGCACCGCTTTCCCTCCGGCTTTCCTTGGTTTTTACCATTATAATTAATTATATTTAAATATAATTATTTATAATGGTAAAAACCAAGGGTTCTTCCCCCTCGATGGCCTCCTTCTTTCCTTGGTTTTTCCCTTAAAACTAAGTATAGTCAAAATATACTTAGGTTTAAGGGAAAAACCAAGGACAGGGCGGCCATCGAGCCCCTCTTCCTATGTTTTCTCCCTCCCTCCCTCCTTCCCTACGGCTACGGCTCCGGCTCCGGCTTATAATTAACTATAACAAAGTTATAGTTAATTATAAACCGAAGGGGTGGAGAAAACATAGCCGGAGGGAATAAGGGCCGGGGTGGTCGGGGGCTCGGGGGCCCCTGCCCCAAGTTGGGGCAGGGGCCCCCAACCCCAGCCTTGGGGCTGGGGTTGGGGGCCCCTGCCCCAACTTGGGGCAGGGGCCCCCGAGCCCCCGACCACCCCGGCCCTTCCTTCCCTCTACCACTTCGTTCCCTACGGCTCCGGCTTCTCCTACCCTCCGGTTCGGTCCGGCTATGTTTTTCCCCTTAAACCTAAGTTTAGCTAGACCCCTTCGGTCTAAACTTAGGTTTAAGGGGAAAAACATAGGAAGAGGGGAAAGGCCACCCCGGCTTACGAGGGGTCCGAAGGGATAATTTTTACCATTATAAATAAGTTTAGACCGAAGGGAAAGAGCCTCAGCCGGAGCCGTAGCCGGACCGAAGGGTAGCCGGAGCCGGAGGGAACGAAGTGGTCTACCCGGACCGGAGGGAAGCCGGAGGGTAGAAGGAAGGGACCGTAGGTAAACCGGAGGGTAGGAGCCGTAGCCGGAGGGGCGGTAGGAGGGGAGCTGGCCTTATTTATAATGGGAAAAATTCCTAGCCCATTATAATTAACTATAACTAAGTTATAGTTAATTATAATGGGAAAAACCAAGGAAAGGCTTAATGGCGGAACGATCCTTAAAGAAGGAAGATCTCATAAGCCGCCCTTCTTTCCTTGGTTTTTCCCTTCTTTTACCCATTATAAATAATTATAACTAAGTTATAATTATTTATGTCTGCTGCTATGTTTCGACCCCGCCCATTATAAATAAGTTTAGTTAGACCGAAGCCGGAGCCTGGACCCTTTCAGTAGTTTTCCCCTTATAAATAAGTTTAGACCGAAGGGGTCTAGCTAAACTTATTTATAAGGGGAAAACTTCCTCGCCGGAGGGGTAGAGGCTGGACTTATTTATAATGGGCGGGGTCGAAACATAGCAGAAGAAGGGAAAAACATAGCAGAACAGCAGTTCTGCCCCTCGTAGAAGCAGCGGGGGCGGTCGGGGGCTCGGGGGCCCCTGCCCCAAGTTGGGGCAGGGGCCCCCAACCCCAGCCTTGGGGCTGGGGGCCCCTGCCCCAACTTGGGGCAGGGGCCCCCGAGCCCCCGAGCCTTTCCTTGATTTTTCCCATTATAAATAAGTTTAGACCGAAGGGGTCTAGCTAAACTTATTTATAATTGGAAAAACCAAGGGTTCGTAGGCCACCCCCCCATCGATGGCCGCCCCTTCTGCGGCCTCTCCTCCGCTTCCTCTTTCCCTCCGGCTCCTACCCAAGCACCGGTGAGGTCCGGTTTCCCATTATAAATAAGTTTAGACCGAAGGGGTCTAGCTAAACTTATTTATAATGGGAAACCGGACCTCACCGGTGCTTGGGTAGGAGCCGGAGGGAAAGAGGAAGCGGTTCCCTACGGTGCTCTGAAAGGCCGCAGAAGGGCTCGATGGCCGCCCCTTCTGCGGCCATCGAGGGGGTGGCCTTTCCCCTCTTCCTATGTTTTCCTCTTTCCCTCCGGTCCCTCCGGCTTAAAACTAAGTCCAGTTCCCTACGGTCTGACTAAACTTAGTTTTAAACCGAAGGGGCTATATGGCCGCCCCTTCTGCGGCCATATAGGGGGTGGAGAAAACATAGCCGGACCGGCGGGTAGCCGGACCGGACCGGACCGTAGGGAAGGAGAGCCGGAGGTAAGAAGGAAGGGCCGGGGTGGTCGGGGGCTCGGGGGCCCCTGCCCCAAGTTGGGGCAGGGGCCCCCAGCCTTGGGGCTGGGGGCCCCTGCCCCAACTTGGGGCAGGGGCCCCCAGCCCCCGAGCCATCGAACCCTATGTATTCCTCTACCCCTCCGGTCCCTCCGGTTTAGAATTAACTATAACTTTGTTATAGTTAATTATAATGGGAAAAATTCCTCGCCTTCTGCCTCGTCGGCCGCAGAAGGGCGGCCTACGAGCCCGGAGGGAAAGCGTAGGAAAGGCTCGGGGGCTCGGGGGCCCCTGCCCCAAGTTGGGGCAGGGGCCCCCAGCCCCAAGGCTGGGGGCCCCTGCCCCAACTTGGGGCAGGGGCCCCCGAGCCCCCGACCGCCCTTCTGCGGCCTACGAGGGGAAAAACCAAGGACATAAATAAGTTTAGTCTAACTAAACTTATTTATAATGGGAAACCGAACCGGAGGGTAGGGAGAGCGGTGCTCTGGACCTTTCAGTCTCTTCCTTGGTTTTTACCTTATAATTTTAGACCGAAGGGGTCTAGCTAAACTTATTTATAATGGGAAAAAACAAGGAAAGGCCGCCCCCGGCCTCCTTCCCCGGGCGGCCATCGAGCCCGCCGGTGCGGAGCAACCGGTCGGGGCGGAGCACCCACCGGGTGCTCCGCCCCTTCGATGGCCAGGGGGTGGTCGGGGGCCCCAGCCTTGGGGCTGGGGGCCCCGAGCCCCAGCCTTGGGGGCCCCCGACCACCCCCGAGCGGTTGCTCCGCACAAGAAGACCGGTTCCCCTAGGTGCTCTGAGGCTGCTTCGCAGAAGGGGCGGTCGGGGGCCCCAGCCTTGGGGCTGGGGCTCGGGGGCCCCCAGCCCCAAGGCTGGGGCCCCCCCGAGCCCTTCCTTCTACCCTCCGGCTCTCCTACCCTTCGGTTCGGTCCGGCTTGGAAAGATCCTTTTTAATGAACTATAACTTTGTTATAGTTCATTAAAAAGGATCTTTCCCCTCGTAGGCCGGGGCGGCCTACGAGCCCAAGGAAGAGCTTCTACGAGGGGAAGGGAAAAACCAAGGAAAGAAGGGCGGTCGGGGGGGCTCGGGGGCCCCTGCCCCAAGTTGGGGCAGGGGCCCCCAACCCCAGCCTTGGGGCTGGGGGCCCCCGAGCCCCAGCCCCAACTTGGGTCTGGGGACCCCGAGCCTTTCTTCTGCTATGTTTTTCCCATTATAATTAACTATAACTTATTAGGTTATAGTTAATTATAATGGGAAAAAACAAGGAGCCCAAATTCCTAGCCCGGCTGCTTTTTTCCTGCCACTCGTAGGCCGCAGAAGGGCGGCCTCTCCTTCGATGGCCACCCCCCCTCGATGGCCGACCCCGGCCATCGAGGGGGGGGTGGCCATCGAAGGAAGAGCCCGAAAGAGCTTTCCCTCCGGTTTCCCATTCTAATTAACTATAACTAAGTTATAGTTAATTAGAATGGGAAACCGGAGGGAAAGCGGTGCTTGGACAGCCCGTAGGAGGCTCACCCCTTCTTAAGCCCAAAAGCCTTACTTATATGTAAGTAGCAGATTTCTAAAAAGCAGCTAGACGCCGTAAGAAAGTTAGTTATAAGAGCCTCGTTATACTAAAAAAACTAAAAAGCAAAGGAATTCTGTGCCACTAGGGGAAGGAGTAGAGTGTAGGTGGTATTCTATGCTATTCTTAAACAAAGGAGAGTACTGAAAGAAAACAGAGTTCAATTCTAAATATTTTAAGGTTTTGATATTCTTTTCGTGGTTTATGTATTTTAGTAAGTAAGAATAGAAAATTATGCGTAAAAAAGAAAGTTCCTACGGTCTTATAAGATATTATTATAGAAGAATTTTAAAGTACATGTGTATAAAGTTCCGCCTGTTATCTAATAATAGACCATATACACATGTACTTTAAAATGAAACCTTTTAATCAGCCGTATTTATATTAGTAGATTTTTCAACATCTAAGCGTGTTAAAAGTGTTTTTACTGGTATACTTTCAGGATTTGTTTTAACTAAATATTTGGCTAAAAAAAGACTTCTAATTGCTTGTTTTTCAACTTTTTTTTTCCATACATTTTTACGAATATTTTTTTTTGATTTACTTGTACGTTTTTGTTAACCTAAGGCTTTTTCCTATAAAACCTCGGCTTCCAAACCATTCATGAAATTTTAATTTCAAATGGCTTTTCTTTAGATTACAGTATGTTTATTTATGGTGGGTTTTTGTGCTTTTATTTGCTAACTCTATTTCTTTCCGGTAAACTAACGGCACTATCCCTTTTTCTTATAATAATTAACTATACTTATAAGTAAGTAAGTAAGAAAGAGAGTAAGTAAGAGAGTAAGTAAGCCAGTGGTTCCCCCTTCGGTAAGTTATTTATTAAAAGAAAAAGGGATAGTGCCGTGACTCTTACTAGGAAACTTGCTCTTGGTTCATTGGAAATTTTGGTTTAACGTTTTTTTGACGTTCTTACGAGATCTTATAAGAAGTTGTTCCTATCTTATGAGTGCTTTTTGCTGAACACTTATAAGTAATTATAAGTAGAACAGCTTGCTACGTTCTTCCTTTTTCTCTTATGGGCTCTTCTGCTTTGGTGCTTGGGCGTTCTTGTTTCTCGAAGACCTGTCCCTCTCCCTTTTTCTTATAATAATTAACTATACTTATAAGTAAGTAAGTAAGTAAGTAAGTAAGTAAGTAAGTAAGTAAGTAAGTAAGTAAGCCAGTACGCTTCGCTAAGTAAGTAAGTAAGTAAGTAAGTAAGTTACCGAAGCAGAAGGGCTGTCCAAGCAACTCTTTCCCTCCGGTTTCCCATTATAATTAACTATAACTTAGTTATAGTTAATTATAATGGGAAACCGGAGGGAAAGAGTTGCTTGGACAGCCCTTCGGCCGTGGGAAGGGTTTAAGGCCTAGTCTAGCCGAAGGAGAACCCCCTCGAGGGAAGGGTTTAAGGCCTACTTTCGCCCCTCTTCCTATGTTTTCCTCTACCCCTCCGGCTCCTTCCCTCCGGTCCGGCTTAAAACTAAGTTTAGACCGAAGGGGTCTAAACTTAGTTTTAAGCCGGACCGGAGGGAAGGAGCCGAAGGGTAGCAGAGCGTAAGAGGAAAACATAGCCGGACCGAAGCCGGAGCCGTAGGTACCGGAGGGAAAGAGCCGGAGCCGTAGCCGTAGGGACCGAAGGGTAGCAGAGCGTAAGAGGGGAGGGAGGGGAGAGCCGGAGCCGTAGCCGTAGCCGTACCGGACCGGACCGGACCGGACCGAAGGGAACGAAGTGGTAGAGGAGAGGCCGCCGTAGGGGAAAGGGTAGCAGAGCTCTGTCGGCCGAAGGGTAGCAGAGCGTATGAGGCCGAAGGGTCGCAGAAAGAGAGAGCCGGACCGGACCGGAGGGTAGGAGGGAAGGAAGGGCCGGGGTAGCCATCGAACCCGAAGGAGCAGCGGTGCTTGGAACCACCAGCAACCCTTCTGCCTCGAGGGTGCCCCTTTAAGGATAGAAGAAGGGCGGCCTACTCTCGCTGCTTCGAAGGAGAACCCCCTCGAGGGAAGGGTTTAAGGCCTACGAGCCCTTTGTCCTGCTCTTCGGCTATGAAACAAAGGATAAGCCGAGTGCTTGTAGGCAGCTCTTACTTACCGAAGGGTACTGGCTTACCGAAGGGTACTGGCTTACTCTCTTACTTACTTACTTACTTACTTACTTACTTACTTAGCGAAGCGTACTGGCTTACTTACTTACTTACTTACTTACTTACTTACTTACTTACTTACTTACTTATAAGTGTCGCCTCTTTTCAGGAGTTTCGTGTTATAATTAACTTATAAGTTAATTATAATACGAAACTTAAAAAAGAGCGGTTTCCCTTTGTTTCGTATTATAATTAACTTATAAGTTAATTAGAATACGAAACCAAGGAAAACTCCGCCTTTTAGCTGCGTAAGCCGGGGAGGGGCTCTTATTTAGAACTTACTTATAAGATGGGCCCCGGCTGCTGCTACGGAAACCGGTGCGGCTTTCCTTGGTTTTTCCCATTATAATTAACTATAACTAAGTTATAGTTAATTATAATGGGAAAAACCAAGGAAGAGCCCCTTCGATGGCCCCTCTTCCCCTCTTCCTATGTTTTCTCCCTCCCTCCTTCCCTACGGCTACGGCTCCGGCTCCGGCTTAAAACTAAATTTAGACCGAAGGGGTCTAGCTAAACTTAGTTTTAAGCCGGAGCCGGAGCCGTAGCCGTAGGGAAGGAGGGAGGGAGGGAGAAAACATAGCCGGACCGGAGGGAAGGAGAGAAGGGCCGGTTCTTGCTATATGGCCGCCCTGTCCTTGTTTTTCCTCTTACGCTTCGCTCCCTCCGGCTTAAACCTAAGTATAGACCGAAGGGGTCTAGCTATACTTAGTTTTAAACCGGAGGGGCTATATGGCCGCCCCTTCTGCGGCCATCGAGGGGGTGGAGAAAAACAAGGAAAGAAGGAGGTCGGGGGGGGCCCCAGCCCATACTATGGGCTGGGGCCCCCGAGCCCCAGCCCATACTTGGGGCTGGGGTTGGGGGCCCCTGCCCATACTTGGGGCAGGGGCCCCCAAGCCCGTTCTTGTTTTTTCCCCTTAAAACTAAGTATAGTCAGACTCTACTTAGTTTTAAGGGGAAAAACAAGGAAGAGCCCTTCCTTGTTTTTTCCCATTAAAATGAACTATAACTTAGTTATAGTTCATTTTAATGGGAAAAAACAAGGAAGGGCTCGATGGCCGCCCCTTCTGCGGCCATCGAGGGGGTGGTCGGGGGCCCCAGCCTGGGGGCTGGGGACCCCGAGCCATCGAACCCTTGGTTTTTCCATTTATAAATAAGTTTAGACCGAAGGGGTCTAAACTTATTTTTATTGGGAAAAACCAAGGAAAAAACCAGGGGGGGGGGGTGGCCATCGAACCCCAAGAACCCAGAAGAACAGCGGTCTTCTGCTTAAAGCTGCTGAGGTAACCGCTTAAAGGCAAAGAGCAGGGCTGCTTCTTTCTTCTTACTAGAGGAAAAAGGTAGACAACCCTTATTAATCGCCATAGGGGTTAATAAGGGTTACTCTTTTTCCCTGTGCTGAAGTTTAGTCCAGTCTAAACCCCTGCTGCGGGGAAATAAAGCGGTTCCTGGCCGGGGGACTATACTAATAAGGCGGCTACGCTCAGGAACCTGGAAGACGGGCTGCTTCGCAAGAAAACCTATTTAGGAGCAGAATAAGGTCTGATAAACAAGACTAAACTAAATTAAACTAATAAGTGAAAAGTTCTACGCTCGCACTATATTTATAACATACTGATAAGTCAATTTAATCTACCATACGATAGATTTTTATTTAAAATTTTCAAAGTTGCGCTTCTTATTCTTTCTTTAATAAACTTTTTAGCAGTTCTTCTGCTGCTGGTTCCCCGGAACAGCTATTTTACTTACTTGCTTGCATTTTTGCATTTTTGCATTTTTGCATTTTTGCATTTTTGCATTTTTGCATTTTTGCTTGTAAGTCACGATGCCCTATGTAGGGAGCAGTTCTTGCACCAGTTACAGGAACAGCTGTTCTTTCCCCACTCAACAAGAGCAGTTCTGAAACCGCAGGGGTTTTTATGGTCTACAGGAAGGATCCTTCTTTTTAGCGTACTCCTTTTTTCTAATAAAAAGCTAAAAATAAGGGTTAGAGGCAGACCGTAGGATCCTGGCCTAACTTAACTTTACTTAACTTCACTATACTTAACTTCACTATACTTAACTTCACTATACTTAACTTATAAGTAAGGACGTTCCGACCTTTATAGGGCATAATGTCAGCTTCTCCTTATAAGTTGCCCTTCCTTCGCATTTACTTATAAGTGCAGTAGGTGCCCAGCAGACGACCTTTCAGTTTAAGAGAAACCGGCTGCTTCTTTTAAAGGACAGCGTAGCAGACTGAAAGGGTAGACTGTAAGGTCACTTATAAGTAAGTAAGAGTACGGGCTACTTTCAGTTACTTACTTACTTATAAGTGACCTTTCCGTCTTACAAGCAAGCAAGCAAAAATGCAAAAATGCAAAAGAAAGAGCAAAAGAAAATGCAAAAATGCAAAAATGCAAAAATGCAAAAATGCAAGCTTTTAAGTTTCGTATTCTAATTAACTTATAAATTAATTAGAATACGAAACTTAAAAGCTTTCTTATTCCTATTCTAAGATACTTTCCCTATAGGAAGTTAATTCTAAAAGGAAAACTTATGGTTTGTTTTCCAGCCTCAGGGTTATTCTCTTAACTCTCCCTTCTTCTATCTTTAAAGTCCTAATAAGAGGTGGCTAGAAGGATTTCTGCTGCTGGTTCTTGTGCCAGAGACGTTAGGGGTTCTTCTGCGAAACCGGCTGCCAGAAGGCTTTCCCCTCGATGAAGCAGCCGGTTCTTGCTCGATGGCTCGGGGGCCCCAGCCCCAAGGCTGGGGCTCGGGGGCCCCCAGCCCCAAGTATGGGCTGGGGCCCCCCCCCCGACCGCCCTTCTTCCAAGCAGGCCTCTCCTATGTTTTTCCCCTTAAAACTAAGTTTAGCTAGACCCCTTCGGTCTAAACTTAGTTTTAAGGGGAAAAACATAGAGAGAGCCGTAGGGTAGGGGCTCGATGGCCGCCGAAGGAGTCCGGGGGTGGTCGGGGGGCCCCCAGCCCATACTTGGGGCTGGGGGCCCGTCCTTGGTTTTTCCCCTTAAAACTAAGTATAGTCAGACTATACTTAGTTTTAAGGGGAAAAACCAAGGAAGAGCCTTCGAACCCTTGGTTTTTCCAAGAAACTCCTTGGTTTTTACCATTATAATTAACTATAACTTAGTTATAGTTAATTATAATGGTAAAAACCAAGGAGTTTCTTGGAAAAACCAAACTTTCTCTCAGCAGTTCTTACAGCAGTTCTTTCCTTGGTTTTTCCCATTAGAATTAACTATAACTAAGTTATAGTTAATTCTAATGGGAAAAACCAAGGAAAGAACCTTTCAGTATTTTTACCATTATAAATAAGTTTAGTTAGACCAAGAACAGCAGTTCTGACAGAAGAGGTGTTCTTGCTGTTCTTCTTTAAACGCCGGAATTTTTACCATTATAAATAAGTTTAGTTAGACTAAACTTATTTATAATGGTAAAAATTCCGTCCTTTTCTTCTGCCATTATAATTAACTATAACCTAATAAGTTATAGTTAATTATAATGGGAAAAACCAAGGGTTCGATGGCTCGGGGGCCCCAGCCCCAAGGCTGGGGCTCTTCCTTGGTTTTTCCCCTTAAAACTAAGTATAGTCTGACTATACTTAGTTTTAAGGGGAAAAACCAAGGACGGGCCCCCAGCCCCAAGTCTGGGCTGGGGCCCCCCCCCGACCACCCCCGGCCGCAGAAGGGGCGGCCATCGAGCCCCGGCCTCTCCTATGTTTTTCCCCTTAAACCTAAGTTTAGCTAGACCCCTTCGGTCTAAACTTAGGTTTAAGGGGAAAAACATAGGAAGAGGGGAAAGCATCGGGCTCTTCCTTGGTTTTTCCCATTAGAATTAACTATAACTAAGTTATAGTTAATTCTAATGGGAAAAACCAAGGAAAGGCTCGGGGGTTGGGGGCCCCCAGCCCCAAGTATGGGCTGGGGGCCCCCCGACCGCCCTTCTTTCCTTGGTTTTTCCCTTCCCCCCCTTCCCCTCGTAGAAGCAGCCGGGGCGGCCTACGAGACTGAAAGGTCCAGAGCACCGCTTTCCCTCCGGTTTCCCATTATAAATAAGTTTAGACCGAAGGGGTCTAGCTAAACTTATTTATAATGGGAAACCGGAGGGAAAGCGGTGCTTGGGGTTCGATGGCCACCCCTTCTGCTGGCCCTCGAAGGGGCTCTTCCTTGGAAATGCCCATTTAAATGAACTATAACAAAGTTATAGTTCATTTAAATGGGCATTTCCAAGCCGGACCGAAGGGAAGGAGAGAAGGGCCGCCCCGGCTGCTTCTACGAGCCGGAGGGAAGGAGAGAGGGGAAAGCCCTATTCTAATAAACTCTAACTAAGTTATAGTTTATTAGAATGGGCTGGTTACCAGCTAACCCCTTTCTGCAAGAACTAAAAGGTGCCCCTAGAAGGGAAGGGCTGCACTCTCCCCAGACGTAGCAGGGTTTTCCTCTTCTTGGGCGTATGTAGGGAAAGGCTCCCTTCCCTTTTCTTATTATAAATAAGTTTAGTATAACTAAACTTATTTATAATAAGAAAAGGGAAGGGGATCCCTAGACCGAAGGGTAATAGAAGGCTGGGGAACCAGCATTTTCCTCTGAAACCGCAGTTCTTACCTGCTGTTCTTCAGGTGCTCCAAACAAACCATAAATTTCTTACTTACTTACTTACTTATAAGAACTATATTAATTAATATAGTTCTTATAAGTAAGTAAGTAAGTAAGTAAGTAAGTAAGAAATTTATGAAAGCCCATTAGAACTTACTTACCGAAGGGTACTGGCTTACCGAAGGGTACTGGCTTACTTACAAGAATATAATTAGTTATAATGGGAAAAGGGCTGCCCTTTAATGGAGGGGGAACGGCTTTCCTTGGGTTTTCCCATTATAATTAATTATATTTAAATATAATTAATTATAATGGGAAAACCCAAGGAAAGCCGTTCCCCCTCCATTAAAGGGCAGCCCTACGGTTACTTATCCTATTCTAATTAACTTAGGTTACTTAGAATAGGATAAGTAAACGTAGGGGAGCCGCCGGGTTCCCTAGCCCCGGAGACCGTAGGGGCCCACCCCGGAGCCTCTAGGGAAACCGGTGTCAGAACTGCGGGTACTTGCAACCGCAAGAACCGCCTTTAAGAATAAAAACGGCGGTTCGAGAGGAGCACTCGGTTTCCCGTTTACTTATCCTATTATAACTAACTATACTTAGGCCAGTACCCTTCGGTCTTAATAGGATAAGTAAACTTCTCTTTTTGTTTCATAGCGGAAGAGCGGCTTTCCTTGGGGTTCGATGGCCACCCCCTCGATGGCCTCCTCCGGCGGGCGGCCATCGAGCCCCTTCTGCTGGCCATCGAACCCCAAGGAAAGCCCTATTATAATTAACTATAACTAAATACTAATTAGTTATAATGGGTGTAAGCACCAACCGCTCTTCCGCTATGAAACAAAAAGAGAAGAGCTGCTGCTCAAATTTTTAAAGCCGGCTCGGGGGTTGGGGGCCCCAGCCCATACTTGGGGCTGGGGCCCCCGAGCCCCAAGTATGGGCTGGGGCCCCCAACCCCTCTTCCTATGTTTTCTCCCTCCCTCCTTCCCTACGGCTCCGGCTCCGGCTTAAAACTAAGTTTAGACCGAAGGGGTCTAGCTAAACTTAGGTTTAAGCCGGAGCCGGAGCCGTAGGGAAGGAGGGAGGGAGAAAACATAGGAAGAGGGGAAGAGGGGCAGCTCTCGTTCTTCTCGAACGGCTGCCCTTCGGTTATTGCACCAAAGAAGACTGAAAGGTGTTCTGCAAGGAGGGGTGCCTAACAAGGGTCTTCTGCTGCGGAGACCTCTCCCCAGAGTACGGGGGTTTCTATGGAAACCTCCCTTTTCGTATCCAAGCATCGGCGCGCCCCCTTCGGTCGCCGCTGCTTGGAACCGAGGCTTGGAGGGGGTAAGGGCAGGGGCCACTGAAAGGGGTAGAGCTGCCCCCTAGGATATCATCAGTCAGGTACCCCCAACCCATTATAACTTACTTATAAGTAATAATTAGTTATAATGGGTGCTCTTCCGCTATGAAACAAAAAGGCAAGGATCCGGCTGCCCTTTTCTATTCTAATTAACTATAACTAAGTTATCCTTATAAGGATCCTCTAAGGGTCTTCTTCTTTAAGGCCAGCCCTTTCAGTCATTCTATTACCCTTCGGTCTTACTTATCAGTAGACCTTTCAGTCCTTGCATAGAGCCGGGAATACTGAAAGGAAAGAGCTGACAGGAAAGAGAGACCTTTCAGTCCTGCGGAACACCAAGAAGAAAGGGCGAGACTTAAAGGGAAACCGGTCTTCTTGTGCTTCCTTTTCCCCTTATAAATAACTATAACTTAGTTATAGTTAATTATAATGGGAAAAGGAAGAGCAACCGCCTTAAAGTTGCTCCGCACCTTTAAAAGGTTCTTGAAGAATACCCGGTGGAACAACCGTTTACTTATCCTATCATAATTAACTATACTTAGGTTAATTCTAATAGGATAAGTAAACTTCCTAGACTGAAAGGGCTTTCCTTTGTTTCATAGCCGAAGAGCAGGACAAAGGGCTCTCTGTTCTTGCTCGTAGCAGAAGCCGCCCTTCTGCGGCTTCTGAGACTCGACCCTTTCAGTGGGGTTCTTCTTTCCTTGGGGTTCGATGGCCACCCCTTCTGCTGGCCATCGAACCCCAAGCTTTCTAGCCTTGGTAAACTTTCCCATTAGAATTAACTATAACTTAATAAGTTATAGTTAATTCTAATGGGAAAGTTTACCATTATAAATAAGTACAGTCCTCTTAGCGGAGCACCGGGGTTCTTCTTTCCTGCCCCTCGTAGGCCGCAGAAGGGCGCCCCTTCCTTCCTTCCTTCTACCCTCCGGCCTCCTTCCCTCCGGCTCCGGTCCGGCTCTCCCCTCTACCACTTCGTTCCCTCCGTCTCCGGTCCGGTCCGGCTCTCCCCTCCCCTCTTACACTTCGTTCCCTCCGGCTCCGGCTCTTACACTACGTTCCCTACGGCTCCGGCTCCGGTCCGGTCCGGCTCTCCCCTCCCTTCCTTCTACCTCCGGCTACCCTCCGGTCCGGCTCTACCCTACGGTCCTCTCCTCCGGTCCGGTCCGGGTAGACCACTTCGTCTCCTTCCCTCCGGTACGGCTACGGCTACGGTCCGGTCCGGCTCTCCTCTCCCCTACGGTCCTCTCCTCCGGTTCGGTCCGGCTTGGAAAGATCCATTTAAATGAACTATAACTTAGTAGGTTATAGTTCATTTAAATGGATCTTTCCCTACCCTACGGCTCTCTCTTAGGTAAGTTTTCTCCACCCCTTCGGTTTATAATTAACTATAACAAAGTTATAGTTAATTATAAACCGAAGGGGTGGAGAAAACATAGCCGGACCGGAGGGTAGCCGGAGCCGTAGGGAACGAAGTGGTAGAGGGAAGGAAGGGCCGGGGCTATATGGCCGCCCTGTCCTTGTTTTTCTCCCCTCTACCACTTCGTTCCCTACGGCTCCGGCTCTTTCCCTCCGGTCCCTACGGCTCCGGTCGGGGGCCCCAGCCCATACTTGGGGCTGGGGCCCCCGAGCTCCGGCTTAAACCTAAGTATAGACCGAAGGGGTCTAGCTATACTTAGTTTTAAAGGGGCTATATGGCCGCTCGGGGGCCCCTAGCCCCAAGGCTGGGGGCCCCCCTTCTGCGGCCATATAGGGGGCGGAGAAAAACAAGGAAAGAAGGAGGCCATCGAGGGTGCGGCCTTTCCTTGGTTTTTCCCATTATAAATAAGTTTAGTCTAACTAAACTTATTTATAATGGGAAAAACCAAGGGTGGCCACCCCGGCCATCGAGGGGAAGAGCCCCTTCGGTCTAACTAAAATTCTAAGGATGGATCCTATAAGGGGCCCATCCTTTAAGACCAGCAGACCGAAGTTTACTTATCCTATTATAATTAACTAAACTTAGGTGAATTCTAATAGGATAAGTAAACGGAGCACTGGGGCTTTCCTTGATTTTTCCTCGGGGGTTGGGGGCCCCAGCCCCAACTTGGGGCTGGGGGCCCCCGAGCCCCCAGCCCCAAGTTGGGGCTGGGGGCCCCCGACCATTATAATTAACTATAACTAAGTTATAGTTAATTATAATGGGAAAGGAATTTTTACCATTCTAAAAATATAAGCCGATGCTTTAAAGGAGGGGCCCACTCCTAACAAGTAAGAACACTGAAAGGGTCGAGTCTCTTATAAGTAGCCGCAGTTCTGAGGCAGCAGCGGCTTATGAGAATTTCCTTCGGGCTCGTAGGCCGCCCCCTCGATGGCCGGGGGCGGCCATCGAGCCCCGGCTGCTTCTACGAGGGGAGAGCAAGAACAAGCTTTCTTATTAGGATGGCGGCAGAAGCGCCCCTTTCTTCCGTTTACCATTATAAAAATATAAGTACAGCTCTTTCCCTCCGGCTTAGCGGAGCACCGGGGTTTCTTCTTTCCTGCCCCTCGTAGAAGCAGCCACCCTGCGGTCGGTCTAACTAAACTTATTTATAATGGTAAAAATTCCGGCGTTTAAAGAAGAACAGCAAGAACACCTCTTCTGTCAGAACTGCTGTTCTTGGTCTAACTAAACTTATTTATAATGTCCTTTTAAAGGCTCAGCAGCCGGTGTTCGAGAGGAGCAACCGCAAGAACCGCCTTTAAGAAGAAAACCGGTCTTCTTGTGCGGAGCAACCGCTCGGGGGTTCGATGGCCAGCAGAAGGGGTGGTCGGGGGGGCCCCCAGCCCCAACTTGGGGCTGGGGGCCCCCGAGCCCCAGCCTTGGGGGGCCCCCAGCCCCAAGTTGGGGCTGGGGGCCCCCCCCCCGAGCCATCGAACCCCCGAGCGGTTGCTCCGCACAAGAAGACCGGTTTCCGTTTAAAGCAGCCGGTGCTGCTGGGTTCTTGCAACCGGTTGCAAGAACCCAGCAGCACCGGCTGCTTCGAAGAATGCCGGTGTTCGGGGGTTCTTGCAACGTTAAGGCGATTCCGGAAGAACAGCTGCAAGAACCGCCTTTAAGAATAAAACCGGTGTTCGAGAGGAGCAACCGGTTTAAGGCTTTTCTTCTGCGGCAGCCTAATTTAAGAGCAGAAGAAGAGCCTTAAACCTGTTGCTCCGAAGAACACCGGGAAGCACCGGCGTTTAAGCCGAAGAGCAGCCGGTGCTGCTGGGTTCTTGCAACCGGTTGCAAGAACCCAGCAGCAACGGCTGCTCTTCGGCTTAAACTTTTAAAGGCGGTTCTTGAAGAACACCCTTCGAACTGCGAAACCGGTCTTCTTGTGCGGAGCAACCGCTCGGGGGTGCGAAGCCCCACCCGGCGGGTGCTCCGCCCCGACCGGTTGCTCCGCACCTTTAAAAGGTTCTTTGTAAGGAGCACCCTTTTCATATTCTAATAAACTATAACTTATTAAGTTATAGTTTATTATAAATGGCTGGCAGCATTCAGTGGCCCCCATACTGAAAGGATTTCTGCCAGACACTGCTGTAAGAACTTCTGGTTCTTCTGCTGCTTCTAGAAGACCCTTCGGTCTTACTTATAAGTACGGGGGCCTGCTCTTCGGCTATGAAACTTACAAAAGAGAGAGTGGAGCGGCTGCTGGTGGTTACCCCGCTCGGTGCGGAGCAACCGGTCGGGGCGGAGCACCCGCCGGGTGGGGCTTCGCACCCCCGAGCGGTTGCTCCGCACAAGAAGACCGGTTTACCCCTTATAAGTAAGTTTAGTCTAACTAAACTTACTTATAAGGGTGCTCTTCGGCTTTAAAAGGGAAGGTCGCAACAGGGCTCTTATAAGTAAGTAAGAACTTATAAGTTCTTATAGGTAAGAAATTTCAGAACGGGCACTGAAAGCGGCTGCTGCCATACTTGGAGCAGACCTATCAGTGCGGCCTCTAGCCCAGACTTAGGTCTTCTGCCAGCAGACCTTTCAGTCTCGTAGACTTATAAGTAAGTAAGCCAGTACGCTTTGCTAAGCCAGTACGCTTCGCTAAGTAAGAGAGTAAGAGAGTAAGAGAGTAAGAGAGTAAGAGAGTAAGAGAGTAAGAGAGAAAGTAAGCCAGTACCCTTCGACCCTTCGGTGCTTGAAGCAGCCACTACCCTTCGACCCTTCGGTGCTTGAAGCAGCCAGTACCCTTCGACCCTTCGGTGCTTGAAGCAGCTAGTACCCTTCGACCCTTCGGGAATACCCTTCTTACCCTTCGGTGCTTGAAGCAGCCAGTACCCTTCGGTACTATGGGCCCCGGTAAACCGGTCTTCTTGTGCTTCCTCCGCTTTCCCTCCGGGCTCTTCCAAGCACCGCTTTCCCCTCGTAGGCCGGGGTGGCCTACGAACCCCTCCGGTTTCCCATTTAAAATAAGTTTAATCAGACCGAAGGATACTGGACTTATTGTAAAACCGAAGGGGCTATATGGCTGCTCGGGGGCCCCAGCCCCAAGGCTGGGGCCCCCGACCCTGTCCTTGTTTTTTCCCTTAAACCTAAGTATAGACCGAAGGGGTCTATACTTAGGTTTAAGGAAAAAACAAGGAAAGAAGGAGGCCGGGGGCTCGATGGCCGCCCCCGGCCATCGAGGGGGTGGAGAAAACCAAGCCGGAGCCGGAGGGACCGGAGGGGTAGAGGGAAGGGCTCGGGGGGGCCCAGCCCATACTTGGGGCTGGGGCCCCCGAGCCCCAGCCCCAAGTATGGGCTGGGGCCCCCGACCGCCCCTTCGATGGCCCCTCGCTGGCCCCTCGCTGAAGCAGCCGGGGTGGCCATCGAAGGGGCTCGATGGCCGCCCTTCTTCCGGCCATATAGGGGGTGGCCCTCGAACCCAGCAGAAGGGGTGGTCGGGGGCCCCAGCCCATACTTGGGGCTGTGGCCCCCGAGCCATCGAACCCTTTTTAAGGAGGAGGCGGCTTCTTATTAAGAGGCAGAAGGCTTTCCCCTCGATGGCCGGGGTGGCCATCGAACCCTTGTTTTTTCCCTTTATAAATAATTATAAGTTCCTTATAATTATTTATAAAGGGAAAAAACAAGGGTTCGCTGGCCACCCCGGCCAGCGAGGGGTCCGAAGGGAGAATTTTTACCATTATAAATAAGTTTAGACCGAAGGGGTCAAGCCGTAGGATCCTGGACTTATTTATAATGGTAAAAATTACTAGCCCATTATAATTAACTATAACTTAGTTATAGTTAATTATAATGGGAAACCGGAGGGAAAGCGGAGCAAAGCAACCGCTCGGGGCGGAGCACCCGGCGGGTGCTCCGCCCCGAGCGGTTGCTCCGCACCGGCGGTTCTCAGAACTGCTGCTGTCCTCCGCTTTCCCTCCGGTTTCCCATTATAATTAACTATAACTAAGTTATAGTTAATTATAATGGGAAACCGGAGGGAAAGCGGAGGACAGCAGCAGCCGGTGCTGCTGGGTTCTTGCAACCGGTTGCAAGAACCCAGCAGCACCGGTTGCAAGAACCCAGCAGCACCGGAGACTCCCCTAAGCAACCGGTTGCTGAGGGGAGCCGCTTTAAGGCGGTTTCCGAAGCAGCCGGTGCTGCTGGGTTCTTGCAACCGGTTGCAAGAACCCAGCAGCACCGGCTGCTTCGGAAACCGCCTTAAAGCAGCACCGGCTGCTTCTTAACTTAATAAGAGGGGGTGCTTTTTTCTTCCTTTTTGGGTAAAAAGGAAACATCATAAGAAGGGCATAGCAGAAGAAGACTCTTTAGATAAGAAGACACTAGAAGAAAAAAGAGCACCTTGAGGTCTTCTGCCGCAGGGAAACAGTAGAAGACCTTTCAGTCTCTTATTTAGGTCTTACTAACGTATAAGTAAGACCTGCTACTACGAGGGTTTTTCTTATTAAGGAACCGAACCCAGACCTAAAGGTGCTCTTTTCTCTTCTAGTGGCTTCTTATCTAACGAGTCTTCTTCTGCTAGGCCCATAGCTACGACACTCTTTTCAAATGCTTCCGGTTATTAAAGACCCGGAAAGTACGGGGCCACATACAGATTTCCCAGGGGGGGGGGAAAGGATGTAATACGGTAAATAACCTACCTATAAAACGGAGAAGCAGATGTTGAGGAGTTACTAACCGCCCTATTTAGGGGAAGGGACGGCTTTAAGGCAAGGAGAAAGGGTTTGTATAAATCAACTGTAAAACAACTTATTTAGCACAAAACCTACATACATATGTGATATGTAAAAAGGTTTCCTGTTTCTTTTTTTATTTAAAAATTTTTATTTAAAAAAGTAAAAATTGTGTAAAAGCTTCTGGATCACAAATGGATAATTGTGCTAATATTTTACGATTTAATTTAATACCACGTATTTTTAAAGAATGGATAAATTCTGAGTAATTTAAACCATAACCACGAACAGCTGCATTTAATCTACCTATCCAAACATTTCTAAAATCACGTTTTTTTTGACGGCGGTTACGATAAGAATAACGTAATGCTTTCATACTTTGTTGATTTGCTGTTCTAAATTGAATAGATGCGGCCCCACGAAATCCTTTATTTAATTTTAATATTTTTTTATGACGTTTTCTAGAAACATTACCGCGTTTTACACGAGTCATTTGTATATAATTTAATTTTTATAGAAAAACATTTTTATATTTGTTTTGATCTTTTATTCCATCAGTTCTTCGATTCCTTAACAGACAGCTTTTCTGATTCTTACGAGAAAAAAGCTGATAGGTCTTATAAGTAAGTAAGTATGTAAGAGAGTAAGTAAGATCTTCAATTTCCAGCTGCACTTATAAGATTTCAGATACTTCTGGCAGAAGAACTGCTCTTCCGTCCTTTGTTTCCTACATTAATAAACTTACTTATAAGTTTATTAATGTAGGAAACAAAGAATGAAAGAGGCGGTTTATAGCAGTTCCTAATAAGAGCGGTTTATAGCAGTTCCTAGAGGGAACCAGCTGGTTCTTCTGCTTTCCCCTCTTCCTATGTTTTTCCCCTTATAATTAACTATAACAAAGTTATAGTTAATTATAAGAGGAAAAACATAGCCGGACCGAACCGAAGCCGGAGCCGTAGGGAACGAAGTGTAAGAGCCGGACCGGAGGGAAGGAAGGGACCGTAGGGTAGGGGAGAGCCGGAGGGTAGAAGGAAGGGCCGGGGCTCGATGGCCGCCCGCCGAAGGAGGCCGGGGGTGGTCGGGGGCCCCAGCCCATACTTGGGGCTGGGGCCCCCGATCCATCGAACCCTTTCCTCCTCCCCTCCGGTTCCCTTTGTTCCTTTTCCCTTATAATTTTAGCTAGACCCCTTCGGTCTAAACTTATTTATAAGGGGAAACCGTAGGGGCTCGTAGGCCGCCCCCCGTCCTACGAGGGGGAAGCGGAGGACATAATTAACTATAACTTAGTTATAGTTAATTATAATGGGAAAAACCAAGGACAGAATCGCCTTTAAAAGGACATTATAAATAAGTTTAGTTAGACCGACCGCAGGGTGCTGCTTCTTTCCTGCCCCTCGTATAAGCAGCCGGGGGTTCGATGGCTCGGGGGCCCCAGCCCCAAGTATGGGCTGGGGCCCCCGACCACCCCTTCTGCTGGCCATCGAAGGGGCGGCCTTTTCAAGCACCGCTTTCCCCTCGTAGGCCGGGGTGGCCTACGAACCCCTCCGGGTTCCCATTCTAAATAAGTTTAGCTAGACCCCTTCGGTCTAAACTTATTTAGAATGGGAACCCGGAGGGGTTCGTAGGCCACCCCGGCCTACGAGGGGAAAGCGGTGCTCTGGACCTTTCAGTCTCGTAGGCCGGGGTGGCCTACGAGGGGAAAGCGGTGCTTGGAAAGGCCGCCCCTTCGATGGCCAGCAGAAGGGGTGGTCGGGGGCCCCAGCCCATACTTGGGGCTGGGGCCCCCGAGCCATCGAACCCCCGGCTGCTTATACGAGGGGCAGGAAAGAAGAGTGGCAGAAGGCCCCTTATAGGATGGGCCCCTTATAGGTAGAATTTTAGTTCGACTAAACTTATAAGGGAAACCTCTCTCTTATGTAAGTTTCATAGCCGAAGAGCAGCAGAAGGCCTCTCCCCTGCTTTATAGGAGCACCTGCCTTGTCTGGGCCCCTGTGGAGCCGCCCGAAGGGTTCGAGGCAGGGGGGGGGCGGGCGCCCCCAAGCACCGGCGGGTTCACCTTATAATTTTAGGAGAACTAAAATTATAAGGGAAACCGCCTTCTGGTGGTTCGAAGGCTCGACCGGGAACCCGGCTGCTGGTGGTTCCAAGCACCGCCGGTCGAAGCCGCTTTAAGGTGTTCGTTTCCTCTTGCAACTTTAAGGCGGATCTGCATCTTTCAAGCTTGAAAGATGCAGATCCGCCTTAAAGTTGCAAGAGGAAACGAACACCTTAAAGCGGCTTCGACCGGCGGTGCTTGGAACCACCAGCAGCTCCCTTTAAGTGTTCGAGGGAGCGGCGGCGAAGCAGCTGCTGTTCTTCGGCTTAAAAAACGCCTTTAAGAACCTCCCTTTTCGTCTCCTCCGGGGGGGGGGAACCACCCGCGTTTAAGGCGAAGCAGCCATTCTTGCAAGAACCCATAGCACTTTAAGGCGGTTGGTGCTTACACCCTTAGATTTTTCTTTAGACTATAATTCTAAGGGTGTAAGCACCAACCGCTCTTATTAGGAACTGCTATAAACTCTTTCATTCTTATGTAAGTTTCATAGCCGAAGAGCAGGACAAAGGGCTCTCTGTTCTTGCTCTTCCTTGGTTTTTCCCATTATAATTAACTATAACCTAATAAGTTATTGTTAATTATAATGGGAAAAACATAGCAGAAGAAAGGCCGTCCCCTCTCTCCTTCCCTCCGGCTCGTAGGCCGCAGAAGGGCGGCCTACGAGACTGAAAGGTCCAGAGCACCGCTTCCTCTTTCCCTCCGGCCTCTACCACTTCGTTCCAGAGCACCGTAGGGAACCGGTGAGGTCCGGTTTCCCATTATAAATAAGTTTAGACCGAAGGGGTCTAGCTAAACTTATTTATAATGGGAAACCGGACCTCACCGGTTCCCTACGGTGCTCTGGAACGAAGTGGTAGAGGCCGGAGGGAAAGAGGAAGCGGTTCCCTACGGTGCTCTGAAAGGCCGACCCTTCGATGGCTCGGGGGCCCCAGCCCAGAGTATGGGCTGGGGCCCCCGACCCCTCGCTGAAGCAGGTGGCCATCGAACCCAGAAGCAGGGGCTCGATGGCCGTTCCCGGCCCTTCCTTCCCTCTACCACTTCGTTCCCTACGGCTCCGGCTACCCTCCGGTCCGGCTATGTTTTCTCCACCCCCTCGATGGCCGGGGGCGGCCATATAGCCCCTCCGGTTTAAAACTAAGTATAGCTAGACCCCTTCGGTCTATACTTAGGTTTAAGCCGGAGCCGTACCGGACCGGACCGGAGGGTAGGAGAGAGGCCGCCGTAGGGGAAAGGGTAGCAGAGCGTAAGAGGCCGAAGGGTAGCAGAGCGTAAGAGCCGGAGCCGTAGCCGTAGGGACCGAAGGGTAGCAGAGCTAGAGAGGGGAGGGAGGAAAACATAGGAAGAGGGGCTATCGAACCCCCGGCTGCTTCTACGAGGGGCAGAACTGCTGCTTGTTTTTTCCCATTATAAATAAGTTTAGTTAGACCGAAGGATCCTGGACTTATTTCTAATGGGAAAAAACAAGGAAGGGAAAAACCAAGGAGTTTCTTGAAAAACATAGGAAAGACGGCGTTAAAAGAAGAACAGCAAGAACACCTCTTCTGTCAGAACTGCTGTTCTTGGTCTAACTAAAATTCTTTATAATGTCCTTTTAAAGGCGGTTCTTGCACCGACGGACCCTTCCCTCGCAGCAGCAGAAGGGCTGTCCAAGCACCGCTTTCCCTCCGGGCTCGTAGGCCGCCCCGGCCTACGAGGGGCGAGGAATTTTTACCATTATAAATAAGTATAGTCTGACTATACTTATTTATAATGGTAAAAATTCCTAGCCCATTAGAATTAACTATAACTAAGTTATAGTTAATTCTAATGGGAAACCGGAGGGAAAGCCTCTTTCCCCTTCGGCGGCAGGAAAGAAGCAGCACCCGGCAGAAGGGCGAGAGAACACCTTCCTTCCGCTATGAAACTTACATAAGAGTAAAGGGTACTAGAAGGAGTTCTTGTTTCCCCATTCTAACTAATTAGATTCTTACTTATAAGTAAGTTATAATGGGACAAACAAAGGAGCAGACCGAAGTTTTCCTATTCTAATTAACTATACTTAGGTATAGTTAATTAGAATAGGAACTGAAAGGGGCCCTTCGGGATCCGGTACCGGGAGAGGATTTCTGCTGCTCTTCGGCTATGAAACAAAGGAGTCTCCTAGAGGCTGCGGGTACTGAAAGCGGCAAGAACTGCTGGTTTCCGACGAACTGCTGTTCTGCTGAAAGGGGGTCTCAGAACTGCTGGTTTACGCTGCCCTTATTCCAGCCCTGTAAGCAGGGGCTTTCAGTCCTTCTAGTACCCTTCGGTCTTATAAGTAGACCTTCTAGAAGAACCCCGTAGGCTGCGGCATAAATACTTTCAGTGCTCGGGGCACCCCTCAACAACTGCGCGTTTTCGCTTAAAGAAGGAAGAAGGAGGGGCTGCTGGTGGTTACCCCGCCGTAAGCAAGAACCGCTGTTCTTCTGCGAAGGAAGAAGGAGGAGGGGGTTCTTATTTGTTTGCCTGTACCCTTCGGTTTGTTTGTTAAGAGTAGAAGCGGCTGCTTCTACTCTTAACAAACAAACCGAAGGGTACAGGCAAACAAATAAGAGGAAGGAACACCCTGCCTTTTAAAAACCCTTCGGTCTGCTTCTCGCCGAAGGAGGGGCCACTAAAAGGGCCAAGGCCTGGAAGCAGTGGCTTTCAGTCCTTCTAGTACCCTTCGGTCTTATAAGTAAGTAAGTACGTAAGTAAGTAGACCTTTCAGTCTTACTTATTTATAAGTGCAGGGGGCTGCAGAAGACCTTTCAGTCTAGAAAGTTTTCCCATTCTAAATAAGTTTAGTTATACTAAACGAGGAATGGGTGCTCCAGGGGAGCCTTTACCCCTCGCCCTAGACCGATTGGCCCTACGGCCTTCGGTCTAGGAACTGTTTCAGTGCAGCAGTTCTTAGAGTAAGGAACACCCTGCCTATAACCCTCCTACGGGGAACAGCGAAGCAGCCCCCTCCTGCGGCGACCGAAGGGGGCGCCTTTAAAAAAAGGTTATCCTATAAACCCCCTTTAAGGACGTAGCAGGGGCTCTGTCCCCCTTCTAGCCCCCTTTCCTGAAGATCCTGCTCTATGCCACTGCCCTTTCTATGCCACTGAAAGCGGCCCCGCCACTGCAAGTACTGAAAGGATCCGGTCTGCCCGCAATAACCGGATGATGAGACTCGACCCTTTCAGTGGAAAACCGGGCTGCTGCACTGCAATGAAAGGGGCGCCGATTCCCTACGGTGCTCTGAGCTACCCTTTCAGTGGCATAGAAAGGGCAGTGCAGAAGGGCAGCGAAGCAGCCCCCTTCAAGAACTGCCTTCTTTGGTGCTACGAAGGGCGGTCGGGGGGCCCCAGCCCCAACTATGGGCCCCCGAGCCTTGCCTCTAGAAGAAAAGAGAAATGCCTTCTTTGGTGCTACGAAGGGCTCCCTTCTCTTCCCTCTTTCCTTCCGCCTTAAAAAGGGCGGGGCAGAAGGGGGGGAACCACCCGCGCAGAGATCTGCTGCAAGAACTCCTTCGGCTCTTTCCTTTCAGTAAGGCTTTCTGATGCGGGGGCCCCCTGCGTTCTGCTTCTCGCCTTTAAAAGGAGGGGCGCCCTCTTAAATTCTCTCGGGAGGAGGGTTCCCTCGAAACCCGGACGGAGCAGGGGACACTGAAGATCCTGCTCTATGCCACTGAAAGGTCTTACCTGCTATCTGCCAGACCCAAGCCTTTAAAAAGACCTTACTTATAAGTAAGTGCCACTTACCGAAGGTTATTCCCGAAGGGGCTCTTCTGACGAGAATACTCCTTTAAGGGGCGCGGGCTCTTAACTCTCCTTCCCTACTAGGCTGCCGAAGGGTATTACCGGACTGGCTTACCGAAGGGTACGGGCTTACAAGACTTGTAAGGATGCGGGAATGAACGGTCTACTTAACTTACTTATAAGTATGTCTTATGCAAGGTGCCCGCAGGGAGAGGAAGACCTTTCAGTGCCAGCGGTTCTTCGGGAAGGGAACAGGGACCGGTTTCGCAGAAGAACCCATGGCTGAAAGTTAATTGCATAAAGACGGGCAAGGGCATAGAAAAAACCAACCGACTCCGCAGCTCTTACTGCAGACTGAAAGGACCGAAGGATCCTAGGAGGCGGTTACGCTGCCTTAAAGGCACCAAACTGAAAAACGTGGTGCAGGGGCCCGAGACACGTAGAAGAGCGCTTTATTCCTTCTGGTTTGCTCCCTTATAAGTAGTTTTACCTAGGGCGGGGCGCTTACTTATAAGAGGACTAACAGACCATAAGGGTAGGAAGGAGTCTTATAAGTAAGTAAGTAAGTAAGTAAGCCAGTCCGCTACGCTAAGTAACCGAAGGGTAGTGGGCCAGGACGCTTCGCTAAGCCAGTCCGCTTCGCTAAGTAACCGAAGGGTAGTGGGCCAGTCCGCTACGCTAAGCCAGTCCGCTTCGCTAACCGAAGGGTAGTGGGCCTTCTCCACCCCCGGCCGCAGAAGGGGCGGCCATCGAGCCCCTTCGGTTTAAAATTAACTATAACCTGGTTATAGTTAATTTTAAACCGAAGGGGCTCGATGGCCGCCCCTTCTGCGGCCGGGGGTGGAGAAAGGAAACGCTTCGCTAACCGAAGGGTAGTGGGCCAGTACGCTTCGCTTAGTAACCGAAGGGTAGTGGGCCAGTACGCTTCGCTAACCGAAGGGTAGTGGGCCAGTACGCTTCGCTAAGTAACCGAAGGGTAGTGGGCCAGTACGCTTCGCTAACCGAAGGGTAGTGGGCCGTCCTCCGCTTTCCCTCCGGTTTCCCATTAAAATTAACTATAACCAGGTTATAGTTAATTTTAATGGGAAAAACCAAGGGTTCGATGGCCACCCCCTCTTCCTATGTTTTTCCCCTTAAACCTAAGTATAGTCTGACTATACTTAGTTTTAAGGGGAAAAACATAGGAGAGGCCGGGGGCGGCCATCGAGCCCCGGCCATCGAGGGGAAACGCTTCGCTAAGTAAGAGAGTAAGAGAGTAAGTAAGAGAGTAAGTAAGCCAGTACCCTTCGGTAAGTAAAAGGCGCTGATAGGAAAAGCCGCGTTCTTATTATGGACGGGCAAAGCATAGGTGTTTTTTTTTATAAAAAAGAGACACTTGAAAGAATCAAACCTAAATAATCTAAACATATAAATGTTTTTAAAGTGAATTATTTAATAAAAATATAAGGTATATGGACTACTTTTTTATTATAATTTATATTATATATATAGCAAGTTAATTTTGACTTTCCTTTGTTCTTTGTTGTGGTTGAACTAGGAGAATACAGTGAGTAGGTGCAAGTAGCATTCTATCTATATCCCCCTGTCACAGAACCGTACATAAACCTTTCAGCTCATAAGGCTCCCTTTCGTCCTATTATTAGCATGCGCTTTCGCTTTTGCACGTGTTATATCTACTGTTTATATAGGTTACCCTATCGTATTTGCGACACTTCCTTACTTATAAGTTATAAATGTGCTAATTTTAAGAGGTAAGTAGCATAATTCTTAATTAAAAGAGGAAAAGGAATTCTTTACGTTAGAATAAAGGAAACGTGTTTCGATTTTGGGCCAGGTGAACGTTCAGCCCTTCTTCCAAGCACGGCTGCTGCCAGCAGTAGACCTTACAAGTCTCTTATCGGCGAAGCATCGTGTTTCAAAAACTGGGGTTATTCAGCGGGTTCTTCTTTCCCCTCGTAGAAGAAGCCTGTCCAAGCACCGCTTTCCCCTCGTAGAAGAAGCCGGGGCTCGATGGCCGCCCCTTCTGCGGTCGGGGGGGCCCCCAGCCTTGGGGCTGGGGGCCCCCCCCCGAGCCTCTCCTTAGAAAGATCCTTTTAAATGAACTATAACTTTGTTATAGTTCATTTAAAAGGATCTTTCCCCTCGTAGGCCGGGGCGGCCTACGAGCCCAAGGAAGAGGGGGTGGCCTACGAACCCCTCCGGTTTCCCATTATAAATAATTTTAGCTAGACCCCTTCGGTCTAAACTTATTTATAATGGAAAACCCAAGGGTTCGATGACCACCCCGGCCCTTCTTCCCTCCGGCTATGTTTTCTCCCTCCCTCCTTCCCTACGGCTCCGGCTCCGGCTTAAAAATAAGTTTAGCTAGACCCCTTCGGTCTAAACTTATTTTTAAGCCGGAGCCGGAGCCGTAGGGAAGGAGGGAGGGAGAAAACATAGGAAGAGGGGAAGAGCCCAAGCACCGCTTTCCCTCCGGCTTTCCTCTGCTTTCCCTCCGGTTTCCCATTTAAACGGATTATATTCAAATCTAATCCGTTTAAATAGGAAAAACCAAGGGTTCTTCCTATGTTTTCTCCACCCCTTCGGTTTATAATTAACTATAACAAAGTTATAGTTAATTATAAACCGAAGGGGTGGAGAAAACATAGGGTTCGATGGCCACCCCCGGCCTCCTTCGGCGGGCGGCCATCGAGCCCCGGCCCTTCCTTTTTCCCTCCGGCTACCCTCCGGTCCGGCTATGTTTTCTCCCTCCCTCCTTCCCTACGGCTCCGGCTCCGGCTTAAAAATAAGTTTAGCTAGACCCCTTCGGTCTAAACTTATTTTTAAGCCGGAGCCGGAGCCGTAGGGAAGGAGGGAGGGAGAAAACATAGGAAGAGGGGAAAGGCCACCCCCCCTCGATGGTCTCCTTCCCCGGGCGGCCAGCGATCCCCCTCTTCCTTGTTTTTTCCTCGGGGGCCCCTAGCCCCAAGTTGGGGCTAGGGGCCCCCAACCCTTAAAAATAAGTTTAGACCGAAGGGGTCTAGCTAAACTTATTTTTAAGGGTTGGGGGCCCCTAGCCCCAACTTGGGGCTAGGGGCCCCCGAGGAAAAAACAAGCAGAGGCTCGGGGGGGCCCAGCCCCAACTATGGGCTGGGGCCCCCGACCGCAGAAGGGGCGGCCATCGAGCCCTTCTGCGGCCTTTCAGAGCACCGTAGGGAACCGCTTCCTCTTTCCCTCCGGCCTCTACCACTTCGTTCCAGAGCACCGTAGGGAACCGGTGAGGTCCGGTTTCCCATTATAAATAAGTCCAGGATCCTACGGTCTGACTAAACTTATTTAGAATGGGAAAAACCAAGGAAGAGGGGAAAGCCCATTATAATTAACTATAACTTAGTTATCGTTAATTATAATGGGAAAAACCAAGCTTTCTCTCAGCAGTTCTTACAGCAGTTCTTCCTTCTTTAAGCGAACCTTTCAGTATTTTTACCATTATAAATAACTCCGCCGATGCTTGGAGGGTTCTTCTTTCCTTGGGCTCTTCCTCCGCTTTCCCCTCTTCCTTGGTTTTTCCCATTCTAAATAAGTTTAGTCAGACCGTAGGATCCTGGACTTATTTATAATGGGAAACCGGACCTCACCGGTTCCCTACGGTGCTCTGGAACGAAGTGGTAGAGGCCGGAGGGAAAGAGGAAGCGGTTCCCTACGGTGCTCTGAAAGGCCGGGGTGGCCTACGAACCCCTCCGGCTTTCCTCTGCTTCCTCTTTCCCTCCGGCCTCTACCACTTCGTTCCAGAGCACCGTAGGGAACCGGTGAGGTCCGGTTTCCCATTTAAACGTATTATATTTGAATATAATCCGTTTAAATGGGAAAAGGGTTCGTAGGCCAACCCCCCTCTTCCTATGTTTTCTCCACCCCTCCGGTTTAAAACTAAGTTTAGCTAGACCCCTTCGGTCTAAACTTAGTTTTAAGCCGGAGGGGTGGAGAAAACATAGGAAGAGGGGAGAGGCCTCCTTCGGGTTCGATGGCCACCCCGGCCTCTCCTATGTTTTTACCATTAAAATGAACTATAACTTAGTTATAGTTCATTTTAATGGTAAAAACATAGGAAGAGGGGCGGCCATCGAGCCCCGGCCTTTCCTTGGTTTTTCCCATTATAATTAACTATAACTTTGTTATAGTTAATTATAAGGGGAAAAACCAAGGGTTCGATGGCTCGGGGGGGCCCCAGCCCATACTTGGGGCTGGGGGGCCCCTGCCCCAACTTGGGGCTGGGGGCCCCCGAGCCCCCGAGCCCCAGCCCCAAGTATGGGCTGGGGCCCCCCCGAGCCATCGAGCCCCGGCCTTTCCTTGGTTTTTCCCATTATAATTAACTATAACTTTGTTATAGTTAATTATAAGGGGAAAAACCAAGGGTTCGATGGCTCGGGGGGGGCCCCAGCCCATACTTGGGGCTGGGGGGCCCCTGCCCCAACTTGGGGCTGGGGGCCCCCGAGCCCCCGAGCCCCAGCCCCAAGTATGGGCTGGGGCCCCCCGACCACCCCCGGCCGGAAGAAGGGCGGCCATCGAGCCCCGGCCTCTCCTTGGGCTCGTAGGCCGCCCTTCTGCGGCCTACGAGCCCAAGGAAGAGGGGAAGAGGTGAAAGCCCATTATAAATAAGTTTAGTCTAACTAAACTTATTTATAATGGGAAAAACCAAGGTAGAGCCCCTTCTTATTCTTATCTTATTAAGAGTAGGCTTTACTTTTTTAAAGGCAGTTCTTGAGCCCTCCTCTTCTTGCAGAAGAGCCCTAAGGAGCAGAAGAGCCTTAAAAAAAAATAAGAAGGGAGCCCTTATTTACTTACTTACTTACTTATAAGTACTCTCTAAACTGGGCTCTTCTGCTCCTTAGTTAGGGATACTAGCCTTTTAAGCCTACGCTACCCTTCGGTCTTTCTCTTTAAAGAAGAAGGCGCGTCTCTTATAAATAAATAAAAAGCTTATAGCAGCAGAAATCCGCTATACAGGCCTCCCGGCTATAAAGGTTTAGACTCTTACTTACTTATAAGTAAGAAGTTGATACTACCTCTTATAAGTAACTAAGTAAGTAGCTTAGAGTAGGAGGCCGAGCTGCTATGTTTCTAGGTCTTGCATCCTGCAGCCCTTCATTCGCTGGGGGGAAGTAAGAAGTTGATTCTACCTCTTCCTGCTTATAGCAGGCCTTCTTGTAGACGCCTCCAAAGGAGCCCACAGGCCTGCTTTCAGCGGGCTCTCTTATAAGTACTGCTGCAAGAACGAACCGAAGGAGGAACTTAATAGCAGTTCTATACCCTTATAAGTAAGAATTCTCCCCACGCTTTCTGCAGCTGAAACAAACCACATAGAAGGCCTGCAGAAAGCGGGCTCTCTTAGAAGTACTGCTGCAAGAACGAGCCGAAGGAGTTAATAGGAGTTAAGGAGCAGAAGAGCCCTTATTTTTAAGTAAGTAATTAAGTAAGAAGTTGATTCTACCTCTTATAAGTAAGTAAGAAAGGCCCCCCCTGAAAGGAATCCTCCATAAGGAGAGCACCTATTATGTGTTCTTGGTCACTTAGAAGGAAGGAAGGAAGGAAGGAAGGAAGAGAGGAAGGAAGGAAGGAAGAGAGGAAGGAAGGAAGGAAGGAAGGAAGTAAGGAAGGAATGAAGGAAGGAAGAGAGGTAGGAAGTAAGAGCTGGATTCTACCTCTTATAGGTAGCTTCTAAATGGGCTTCCGGACACCCGCAAGAACCGCTGAAACCGCTATGCCACAGGCAAAGGAAGCTATAAGGCAAGGATTTTTTACTCTTATAAGTAAGTAAGTAAGTAAGCCAGTCCGCTACGCTAAGTAACCGAAGGGTAGTGGGCCAGTCCGCTTCGCTAAGCCAGTACGCTTCGCTAAGTAACCGAAGGGTAGTGGGCCGTCCTCCGCTTTCCCTCCGGTTTCCCATTAAAATTAACTATAACCTGGTTATAGTTAATTTTAATGGGAAAAACCAAGGAAACGCTACGCTAAGTAACCGAAGGGTAGTGGGCCGTCCTCCGCTTTCCCTCCGGTTCTCCACCCCCTCGATGGCCGCAGAAGGGGCGGCCATATAGCCCCTTCGGTTTAAAATTAACTATAACCAGGTTCTAGTTAATTTTAAACCGAAGGGGTGGAGAAAGGGTTCGATGGCCACCCCCTCGATGGCCGGGGGCGGCCATCGAGCCCCGGCCATCGAGGGGAAACGCTTCGCTAAGTAACCGAAGGGTAGTGGGCCAGTCCGCTTCGCTAAGCCAGTACGCTTCGCTAACCGAAGGGTAGTGGGCCAGTCCGCTTCGCTAAGTAACCGAAGGGTAGTGGGCCAGTACGCTTCGTTAAGCCAGTACGCTTCGCTAAGCCAGTACGCTTCGCTAAGTAACCGAAGGGTAGTGGGCCGTCCTCCGCTTTCCCTCCGGTTTCCCATTAAAATTAACTATAACCAGGTTATAGTTAATTTTAATGGTTGGGGGCCCCTAGCCCCAACTTGGGGCTAGGGGCCCCCGAGGAAAAACCAAGGAAACGCTTCGCTAAGCCAGTACGCTTCGCTAACCGAAGGGTAGTGGGCCAGTACGCTTCGCTAACCGAAGGGTAGTGGGCCAGGACGCTTCGCTAAGCCAGTCCGCTTCGCTAAGTAACCAAAGGGTAGTGGGCCAGTCCGCTTCGCTAAGCCAGTACGCTTCGCTAACCGAAGGGTAGTGGGCCAGTCCGCTTCGCTAACCGAAGGGTAGTGGGCCAGTACGCTTCGCTAACCGAAGGGTAGTGGGCCAGTCCGCTTCGCTAACCGAAGGGTAGTGGGCCGTCCTTGTTTTTTTTCCCCTTTATAATTAACTATAACTTTGTTATAGTTAATTATAAAGGGGAAAAAAAACAAGGAAACGCTTCGCTAACCGAAGGGTAGTGGGTCCCCTACGGCTCTCTCTTAGGTAAGTTTTCCTCTACCCCTCCGGCTCCCTTCCTCCTACCCTCCGGCTCCGGCTACCCTTCGGTCCGGTCCGGCTTAAAACTAAGTATAGACCGAAGGGGTCTAGCTATACTTAGTTTTAAGCCGGAGCCTGGACCCTTTCTTTTCCTCTTACGCTTCGCTCCCTCCGGCTTATAAATAAGTTTAGCTAGACCCCTTCGGTCTAAACTTATTTATAAGCCGGAGGGAGCGAAGCGTAAGAGGAAACTTCCTCGCCGGAGGGGTAGAGGAAAGGACGGGCCCCAGCCCATAGTATGGGCTGGGGCCCCCGACCAGGACGCTTCGCTAAGCCAGGACGCTTCGCTAACCGAAGGGTAGTGGGCCAGGACGCTTCGCTAACCGAAGGGTAGTGGTCCAGTACGCTTCGCTAAGCCAGTCCGCTTCGCTAAGTAACCGAAGGGTAGTGGGCCAGTAAGCTTCGCTAAGTAAGAGCCCTTCGGCGGGTTGCTTAGAGGAAAAGAAGGAAAAGAAGGAAAACGCTTGAACTAAATCTTCTAGAAGGAAGGAGTTCTTGCTCTTTTCCAGACATTTCCCCGAAAGAAGCTTAAAAGAACTCATTTACCGAAGGGAAAGAGAGAAGGCACGGTGCTGCATAGAGCAGGAATCAAAAGCAGCCCTTCTTATAAGTAAGTAACCGAAGGGTAGTGGGCCAGTACGCTTCGCTAAGTAAGAAGCAGCCAAGCCTGCGAGGAACGAGTAGTAAAAAGAGGGAGGTTTAATTCGGTTCTTGCAAAAGGCGGTTCCTTTTTTAAGAGGATTTCTTCTCCTGCTTGCTGGTTTTAAAAAGGAACCCAGCGTTTTCCTTCTTTTCCTGCTTGGAGCACCCTTATAGGAAACCAGCGTTTTCCTTCTTTTTAAGAAAGCCCTCTCATAAGTAAGAGGAGCCTTTAAAAGGGAAGAAAGTTATTCTTCCCCGAAAGATAAGAGGGGGTCTTATCAAGAGCAGGGCTTCGGGTCTTATCTGCTGCTCCTTTAAGAAAAAAGGAGGTTCTTGAAGGGGTTCTGAACAGGAAGAAATGGAAATTCCAGCACTCCCTTTTGAAGGTTCTTGCAGTATTTACAAAAAGTTCCAAAAAAGAAAGAAAACTGCTGTTCGCAGAAATACTGGATTTATAAAAGAGTAAGTATTATAAATAATTATAGATAAAGCACTCTAATAAGTAAGTAAGCCAGTCCGCTTCGCTAACCGAAGGGTAGTGGGCTCTTCCTTGGTTTTTCCCCTTAAAACTAAGTATAGTCTGACTATACTTAGTTTTAAGGGGAAAAACCAAGGACGGGCCCCAGCCCCAAGTATGGGCTGGGGCCCCCGACCGTCCTTGGTTTTTCCTCGGGGGCCCCTAGCCCCAAGTTGGGGCTAGGGGCCCCCGACCATTAAAATTAACTATAACCAGGTTATAGTTAATTTTAATGGGAAAAACCAAGGGTTCGATGGCCACCCCCTCTTCCTATGTTTTCCTCTAACGCTTCGCTCCCTCCGGCTTAAACCTAAGTATAGACCGAAGGGGTCTAGCTATACTTAGTTTTAAGCCGGAGGGAGCGAAGCGTTAGAGGAAAACATAGGAGAGGCCGCAGAAGGGGCGGCCATCGAGCCCCGGCCATCGAGGGGAAACGCTTCGCTAAGCCAGTACGCTTCGCTAACCGAAGGGTAGTGGGCCAGTACGCTTCGCTAAGTAAGTAAGTACGTAAGTAAGTATCCTTAAGGAACAGGTGTAAGCAAGAATCGGCTGCTTCGCCGGAAGCCCAGCGGTTCTTAAAGGGTCTTCCTGCAGCCGGTTTCGCATCCAGTCCTTTCAGTTTTCGAAGCAGCAGAAGAACCAGCAGAATAACTGTCTTAAAGGAAGGAGGAAACCGGCTGTTCTTCTTTAAACGCCGAAGAACCCTTTATAGCTGGTCTACTGAAAGGACCGCATAAAGGGTGTAAACCGCTTCGAAACCGGCTTACTTAGCGAAGCGTACTGGCCCACTACCCTTCGGTTACTTACTTATAAGACCTTTCAGCAAGAACTGCTCTATGCCCTTTTCCTATACTTATAGGTAAAGGAATCCGAAGGGTGTAAGCAAGAACCGCTTCGAAACCGGCTTACCGAAGGGTTGCCCCTCTTCCCTTGCTTTCCCCTCTTCCTTGGTTTTTCCCATTATAAATAAGTTTAGCTAGACCCCTTCGGTCTAAACTTATTTTTAATGGGAAAAACCAAGGGTTCGTAGGCTCGGGGGCCCCAGCCCCTAGTATGGGCTGGGGCCCCCGACCCCTCTTCCTATGTTTTTCCCCCTCGTTGGCCTCCTTCGGGTTCGATGGCCACCCCGGCCCGGGGCGGGCGGGTTCGATGGCTCGGGGGCCCCAGCCCATAGTATGGGCTGGGGCCCACGACCACCCCCTCGATGGCCGCAGCAGGGGCGGCCATATAGCCCCGGCCCTTCCTTCCTTCTCTCCCTTCCTCCCCTCTTACGCTTCGCTCCCTACGGCTACGGCTCCGGCTACCCTCCGGTCCGGTCCGGCTCCTCTACCACTTCGTTCCCTCCGGTCCGGTCCGGCTCTCCCCTCTTTCCCTCCGGTCCCTACGGCTCCGGTCCGGTCCGGCTCTCCCCTCCTCTCCCTTCTACCCTCCGGCTACCCTCCGGTCCGGTCCGGCTCTACCACTTCGTTTCCTTCCCTCCGGTACGGCTACGGCTTCGGTCCGGCTATGTTTTCTCCACCCCCTATATGGCCGGAAGAAGGGCGGCCATATAGCCCCTTCGGTTTATAATTAACTATAACTTTGTTATAGTTAATTATAAGCCGGAGCCGTAGGGACCGGAGGGAAAGAGCCGGAGGGAACGAAGTGGTAGAGGGAAAACATAGGAAGAGGGGCCAACGAGCCCCTTAAAAAAAAATAAGTCCAGTTCCCTACGGTCTGACTAAACTTATTTTTAAACCGGAGGGGTGGAGAAAACATAGGAGAGGCCTGCTTGGAAGAAGGGCGGTCGGGGGCCCCAGCCCATACTTGGGGCTGGGGCCCCCGAGCCTACGAGAAGAACCCCTGCTCTTTGCTTCTACGAGGGGAAGGGAAAAACCAAGGACATAAATAAGTTTAGTTAGACCGTAGGGAACTGGACTTATTTATAATGGGAAAAGGAAGGGAAAAAACAAGGGTTCGATGGCCACCCCCTCTTCCTATGTTTTCCTCTAACGCTTCGCTCCCTCCGGCTTAAACCTAAGTATAGACCGAAGGGGTCTAGCTATACTTAGTTTTAAGCCGGAGGGAGCGAAGCGTTAGAGGAAAACATAGGAGAGGCTTGGGGGCCCCTGCCCCAAGTATGGGCTGGGGGCCCCCGACCGCAGAAGGGGCGGCCATCGAGCCCTTCTGCGGCCCTTCCTTCCTTCTACCCTCCGGCTCCTCTACCACTTCGTCTCCTTCCCTCCGGTCCGGTCCGGTCCGGCTCCTCTACCACTTCGTTCCCTCCGGTTCGGTCCGGCTATGTTTTCTCCACCCCCTCGATGGCCGGGGGCGGCCATCGAGCCCCTTCGGTTTATAATTAACTATAACTTTGTTATAGTTAATTATAAGGGGAAAAACATAGGAAGAGGGGAAAGCAGCTCTTCCGCTATGAAACAAAAAGAGAAGTTTTCTTATTCTAAAGAAGTTTAGTATAACTTATTTAGAATAAGAAAACGGAGCACGGGGATCCTGCGAAACCGGCGGCGGTTCTTGAAGAACACCCTTTGTTTCATAGGAGCAGGTCCTAAGCCCCCCCCTGCCTTGTCTGGCAGCAGCGGTTCTTGCCGCCTGCGGTCTCTGCAGCAGCAGAACTCCTTCTAGTCCCCTACGGTCCTGCTTCCAAGAAGAAAGGGGTTAGCTCCTCCTTCGGCTCGTCCTTGGTTTTTCCCATTATAATTAACTATAACTTAGTTATAGTTAATTATAATGGGAAAAACCAAGGGTGGCTCTTCCTTGGTTTTCTCCTACCCTCCGGCTTAAAACTAAGTATAGTCTGACTATACTTAGTTTTAAGCCGGAGGGTAGGAGAAAACCAAGGACGGGCCCCAGCCCCAAGTTGGGGCTGGGGCACCCCCTCGATGGCCGCAGAAGGGGTCGGGGGCCCCAGCCCCAACTTGGGGCTGGGGCCCCCGAGCGGCCATCGATCCCCGGCCATCGAGGGGAAAGCATCGGCGCGCAGTTCTTGCTGCCCTTCTTCCAGACTCTGGGGGTCTTATCTTATTAAGAGTAGGCCGCCCTTCTTCTTATTTTTTTTTTAAGCCCTAATAAGAGGGGGCCCTTCGTTCTACGGGGCCCCTGAGGTCTTCTGCTGCTCTTCGGCTATGAAACAAAGGAAAGAAAGGGGGCTGCTGGCTGCTTCGCCGGTTTCCCGCAGGAAGCCCAGAGCCTCCCCCGGAGGTCGGGTCCTTAAAACCTGCTGTTCTTCTGTCCTTGGTTTTCCTCTACCCCTCCGGCCTCTACCACTTCGTTCCAGAGCACCGTAGGGAACCGGTGAGGTTCCTTTTCCCATTATAAATTAGTTTAGCTAGACCCCTTCGGTCTAAACTAATTTATAATGGGAAAAGGAACCTCACCGGTTCCCTACGGTGCTCTGGAACGAAGTGGTAGAGGCCGGAGGGGTAGAGGAAAACCAAGGACAGAACAGCAGCAGAACGCTTCCCTTTAAAAGGAGCCAGGGGTCCTGCTCCTTAAAAACAAAGAGAGCAGCAGCCTTCCTTGGTTTTTCTTATAAGAACTCTAACTTAGTTCGAGTTCTTATAAGAAAAACCAAGGAAGGCTGCTGCTGGAGCCTTTCATTCCTTACTGAACGGAAAGAGCCGAAGGATCCTAGAGTACCCTTCGGTCGCCCCCTTCTTTACAGTGGCCCCTAGACCGCACGGGCCTTCTGCCTCTTCCTTGTTTTTTCCTCGGGGGCCCCTAGCCCCAAGTTGGGGCTTTCCTTGGTTTTTCCCCTTAAACCTAAGTATAGTCAGACTATACTTAGGTTTAAGGGGAAAAACCAAGGACGGGCCCCCGACCATTATAATTAACTATAACTAAGTTATAGTTAATTATAATGGTCGGGGGCCCGTCCTTGGTTTTTCCCCTTAAACCTAAGTATAGTCTGACTATACTTAGGTTTAAGGGGAAAAACCAAGGAAAGCCCCAACTTGGGGCTAGGGGCCCCCGAGGAAAAAACAAGGAAAGGCCTCCTTCGCAGCAGAAAAGCGGGCTAGTACGAGCCCCTGCTTGAAGGAGCAGGGGCTCTTTCCTTGCGTTTAGGGGCACCACTGAAAGGGCCTTAAAAAGGGGTCTTCCTTTCCTCTACCCCTCCGGCCTCTACCACTTCGTTCCAGAGCACCGTAGGGAACCGGTGAGGTTCCTTTTCCCATTATAAATAAGTTTAGTCTAACTAAACTTATTTATAATGGGAAAAGGAACCTCACCGGTTCCCTACGGTGCTCTGGAACGAAGTGGTAGAGGCCGGAGGGGTAGAGGAAAACCAAGCAGAAGAACTGCTCCTCCTTGGTTTTTACCATTATAATTAACTATAACTAAGTTATAGTTAATTATAATGGTAAAAACCAAGGAAGGCAGCAGCGGCCACTGAAAGGTCTAATTATAAGTTAGGCCACTGAAAGGACTGAACCTCTTCCCCTCGATGAAGCAGCCGGGGCTCTTCCTTTCTCCCTCCCTCCTACCCTACGGCTCCGGCTCCGGCTTAAAACTAAGTATAGTCTGACTATACTTAGTTTTAATGGGAAAAACCAAGGAGAGGCTCGGGGGCCCCAGCCCCAAGTATGGGCTGGGGCCCCCGACCGCCCTGTCCTTGTTTTTCCTCTTTCCCTCCGGGCTCGTAGGCCGCCCTTCTGAGGCCTACGAGGCAGAAGGCGATTTTCCTCCTTCCCTCCGGCTCTACCACTTCGTTCCCTCCGGCTCCGGCTTATAAATAAGTTTAGACCGAAGGGGTCTAGCTAAACTTATTTATAAGCCGGAGCCGGAGGGAACGAAGTGGTAGAGCCGGAGGGAGCGAAGCGTAAGAGGGAAAAGAAAGGGTCCTCCGGCTTAAAACTAAGTATAGTCTGATCAGTCTATACTTAGTTTTAATGGAAAAAACAAGGAAAGAAGGAGGCCTCCTTCTTTCCTTGTTTTTTCCCCTTAAAACTAAGTATAGTTAGACTATACTTAGTTTTAAGGGGAAAAAACAAGGACAGGGCTCGATGGCCGCCCTGTCCTTGTTTTTTCCCTTAAACCTAAGTATAGTATGACTATACTTAGGTTTAAGGGAAAAAACAAGGAAAGAAGGAGGCCATCGAGGGGGTGGCCATCGAACCCTTGGTTTTTACCATTATAATTAACTATAACTAAGTTATAGTTAATTATAATGGTAAAAACCAAGGAAGGCAGCAGCGGCCACTTATATTAGATTATAAGAGTGCTTGCTTGTAAGTCGCTAGTGCTTAAAGAAGGATAGCAAACGAAAAAAGGGGGAAGGCACGTGTTTATGTATGTTTTAATGCAAAACATCATAAAATCCAAATAAGAATAAAGTTTTTTGAAGTTTTTAGAAATGGTAGATATGTTCTTACAAACTATAAAAAATTATGATATAATAAGTTAGATATCCTAATTCGCAATTAAAAATGGCGGGCGTAGCCAAGTGGTAAGGCAGTGGACTGTGACTCCACCATTCGCGGGTTCAAACCCCGTCGTTCGCCCAAAAAAGCTTAATGGTAATGTCATAAATAAAAAAAACAAAAATGAGTAAAATATACGATTGGTTTGAAGAACGTTTAGAAATACAATCTATAGCAGATGATATCTCAAGTAAATATGTACCACCTCATGTAAATATTTTTTACTGTTTAGGTGGTATTACTTTTACTTGTTTTTTAGTACAAGTAGCTACAGGTTTTGCTATGACTTTTTATTATCGTCCAACAGTAGCAGAAGCTTTTGCTTCTGTACAATACCTTATGACAGATGTTAATTTCGGGTGGTTAATACGTTCTATACATCGTTGGTCTGCAAGTATGATGGTACTTATGATGATCTTACATGTTTTCCGTGTTTACTTAACAGGTGGTTTTAAACGTCCACGTGAATTAACTTGGGTAACAGGTGTAATTATGGCAGTTTGTACTGTTTCTTTTGGTGTAACTGGTTATTCACTACCTTGGGACCAAATTGGTTATTGGGCGGTAAAAATTGTAACAGGTGTTCCAGAAGCAATTCCAGTAGTAGGAGGCCCTTTAGTAGAATTATTACGTGGTGGTGTTGGTGTAGGACAAGCAACATTAACACGTTTCTATAGTTTACATACATTTGTATTGCCATTAGCAACAGCTGTTTTCATGTTAATGCACTTTTTAATGATACGTAAACAAGGTATTTCTGGACCTCTATAAACGAGGTTAAATCATAAAACGTCAAATGTTTTTCATCCTGCTCTTAATCAATTAAAGTATTAATTAAAAACGGTTTATAATTAGGTTTTTCTAGGGGACTTCTTAGATAACTACCACTACTTCTTGTTTTCTCTTTTTGTTCTTTCGTCTACATTTTCTCTTACGCGACCTATTTACCGGATTTTGAAATTCCTTTTACGACCCCTTCCTTATCATTTGCCCCGGTGAAGACCTGCGCACTCTTAAGTAACTGCAGCTCTCACGCTTAAGAAGCTGAACGTAGCCTTTGGCTGAAGCTGCTCGGAGTTCAGCCAAAAGCTACGTTCAGCTTCTTAGAGCCAAGAGCCCCAAGTAGGGGCTTGTAGACTTATAAGATAAGATAAGACCCCCACTGAAAGGGTCGAGTCTCATCAGGTCTTACTTATAAGTAAGAACTAAAGGGTACCACAGGGGTTCTTCTAGAAGGTCTCCCTGAGACCGAAGGCCCTTTAAGGAGATTGGGCTAGGGAAACCGGCGTATCCCCTACGTTTTCCTATTCTAATTAACTATACTTAAGTATAGTTAATTAGAATAGGAAAACGTAGCACCCTGCCCCTTTCAGTCTTATAAGTAAGTAAGTAAGTAAGTAAGTAAGTAAGTAAGTAAGTAAGTAAACCTTTCAGTCTTATAAGTAAGTACGTAAGTGGGAGCACTATCTGGGCTTTCCTTTGTTTGGAGCACCCATTATAACTTATAAGTAAGTAAGAATATATTTAGTTATACTGGGCTCTTTTTGGTTTCCAGCAGGACCGAAGGGTTTTCAGGGGGAAAGTTCTGTCCAAGCACTGCTTCCTCTTTCCCTCCGGTCCCTTCGGTCCGGTTTCCCATTATAATTAACTATAACTAAGTTATAGTTAATTATAATGGGCGAGGAATTTTTACCATTATAAATAAGTATAGCTAGACCCCTTCGGTCTATACTTATTTATAATGGTAAAAATTCCTCGCCTTCTGCCTCTTCCTATGTTTTTCCCATTATAATTAACTATAACAACGTTATAGTTAATTATAATGGGAAAAATATAGGAAAGGCCGCAGAAGGGCGGCCTACGAGCCCGGAGGGAAAGCGGTGCTCTGTACCTTTCAGTCTCGTAGGCCGCCCTTCTGCGGCCTACGAGGGTAAAGAAGAACAGCAGTTTTAAAGTAGTAGACCGAAGAACAGCAGTTCCCCCTGAAGACCCTTCGGTCCTGCTGGAAACCAAAAAATTATAGTACCCTTCGGTCTTACTCTTTGTTTTAAAGCCGAAGAGCGGTTTCCTATAACTAATTAGATTCTTACTTATACGTTATAAAGGGCTTTACCCTCTTCCTTGGTTTTTCCCATTATAAATAAGTTTAGTCTAACTAAACTTATTTATAATGGGAAAAACCAAGGGTTCTTCCTATGTTTTTACCATTATAATTAACTATAACAAAATTATAGTTAATTATAAACCGGACCGGACTCGGGGGTTGGGGGCCCCCAGCCCCAACTTGGGGCTGGGGGCCCCAACTTGGGGCTGGGGGCCCCCGAGCCCCAGCCCCATGTTGGGGCTGGGGCTCGGGGGCCCCCAGCCCCAAGTTGGGGCTGGGGCTCGGGGGCCCCCAGCCCCAAGTTGGGGCTGGGGGCCCCCAACCCCCGACCGGAGGGAAGGAACCGGAGGGTAGGAGCCGTAGGGTAGCCGGAGGGGTAGAGTAAAACATAGGAAAGGCCACCCCCCCCCTCTCCCTATGTTTTTCCCATTAAAACTAAGTTTAGTCATACTAAACTTAGTTTTAATGGGAAAAACATAGGGTTCGATGGCTCGGGGGCCCCAGCCCATAGTATGGGCTGGGGCCCCCGACCACCCCGGCCATCGAGGGGAGAGGCTCGGGGGCCCCAGCCCCAAGTATGGGCTGGGGCTCGGAGGCCCCCAGCCCCAAGTATGGGCTGGGGGCCCCCCGACCTCCTTCTTTCCTTGGTTTTTCCTATTTAAACGGATTCTATTCAAATATAATCCGTTTAAATAGGAAAAACCTACAGAGAGGGCGGGTTCGATGGCCACCCCGGCCATCGAGGGGCCCTTCTTCCTACGGCTTGGTTTTTCCCATTAAAATTAACTATAACAAAGTTATAGTTAATTTTAATGGGAAAAACCAAGGGTGGCCACCCCGGCCCTTCCTTCTCCTCTTACGCTTCGCTCCCTCCGGTCCGGCTTCCCTTCGGTCCGGCTCTCCCCTCCCTTCCTTCCCTCTACCACTTCGTTCCCTACGGCTCCGGCTACCCTTCGGTCCGGCTCCTCTACCACTTCGTTCCCTCCGGCTCCGGCTCCCTCTACCACTTCGCTACCCTATCCCCTACGGCGGCCTCCTTCCTCTCCTACCCTCCGGTCCGGTCCGGTCCGGTTCCCTCTTTCCCTCCGGTCCCTACGGCTCCGGCCTTCTACCCTCCGGCTTCCCTCCGGTCCGGTTCGGTCCGGTTCGGTCCGGCCTTCTACCCTCCGGCCTTCCCTCTACCACTTCGTTCCCTCCGGCTCCGGCTACCCTCCGGTCCGGTCCGGTCCGGCTTCCCGCCGGTCCGGCTCTCCCTCCACTCCCTCCCTTCCCTCTTTCCCTCCGGTCCCTACGGCTCCGGCTACCCTCCGGTACGGCTCCGGCTCTTCCGCTCTGCTACCCTTCGGCCTCTCTCTTTCTGCTACCCTTCGGTCCCTCCGGTACGGCTACGGCTCCGGCTCCGGTAAGGTCCGGCTATGTTTTCTCCACCCCCTCTTCCTTGGACCTTTAAAATGAACTATAACAAAGTTATATTCATTTTAAAGGTCCAAGGAGAGGCCGGAAGGAGGGCGGCCATATAGCCCCTTCGTTTTAAAACTAAGTTTAGCTAGACCCCTTCGGTCTAAACTTAGTTTTAAGCCGGAGCCGTAGGGAGCGAAGCGTTAGAGCCGGAGGGAACGAAGTGGTAGAGGGAAAACATAGGAAGAGGGAAGCGCCCCGGCCTTTCCTTGTTTTCCATTTATAAATAAGTTTAGTCTAACTAAACTTATTTATAAATGGAAAAAACAAGGGAGAGGGGGCTCGTAAGCCGCCCTTCTGCGGCTCGGGGGCCCCAGCCCCAAGTTGGGGCTGGGGCCCCCGACCTACGAGGGGAAGAGAAAGTTTACCATTATAAAAATATAAGTCCAGTCCTCTTACCCTCCGGGGGGAACCACCCTGCGGTCGGTCTAACTAAACTTATTTATAATGGTAAAAATTCCTCTTTTAAAGGCGGTGCTTGTTCTTGCTCTTCCTTGGTTTTTCCCATTATAATTAACTATAACTTAGTTATAGTTAATTATAATGGGAAAAACCAAGGGTGGCTCTTCCTTGGTTTTTCGGCCCCCTCGTTGGCCGGGGGCGGCCAACGAGCCCCTAGCCCCAACTTGGGGCTAGGGGCTCGTTGGCCGCCCCCGGCCAACGAGGGGGCCGAAAAACCAAGGACGGGCCCCAGCCCCAAGGCTGGGGCCACCACCCCCTCGATGGCCGCAGAAGGGGTCGGGGGCCCCAGCCTTGGGGCTGGGGCCCCCGAGCGGCCATCGAGCCCTTCCTAGGTTTTTCCCATTAAAATGAACTATAACTTAGTTATAGTTCATTTTAATGGGAAAAACCTAGGAAGGGCCTCCTTCTTTCCTTGTTTTTCTCCGCCCCTCCGGTTTAAAACTAAGTATAGCTAGACCCCTTCGGTCTATACTTAGGTTTAAGCCGGACCGGACCGAAGGGTAGCCGGAGCCGTAGCCGTAGCCGTAGCCGTAGGGAACGAAGTGGTAGAGCCGGAGCCGGACCGGAGGGAAGGAGAGAAGGGACCGTAGGGGAGGGGAGTAAGGGAGCCGAAGGGTAGCAGAAAGAGAGAGGAAAAACAAGGGCAGGGTCGGGGGCCCCAGCCCATAGTATGGGCTGGGGCCCCCCCGAGCGGCCATCGAGCCCCTTCGATGGCTCGGGAGCCCCAGCCCCAAGTATGGGCTGGGGCCCCCCCGAGCGGCCATCGAGCCCCTTCGATGGCTCGGGGGCTCGGGGGCCCCTGCCCCAAGTTGGGGCAGGGGCCCCCAACCCCAGCCCCAAGTATGGGCTGGGGTTGGGGGCCCCTGCCCCAACTTGGGGCAGGGGCCCCCGAGCCCCCGACCACCCCGGCCAGCGAGGGGCCATCGAGGGGAAAGCAGAAGCCGCCCTTCTTTCCCCTCGCTGGCCGGGGCTCGATGGCCGCCCCCGGCCATCGAGGGGGTGGCCAGCGAACCCTTGGTTTTTCCCATTATAAATAAGTTTAGTATAACTAAACTTATTTATAATGGGAAAAACCAAGGACAGGCTTCTTCTACGAGGGTAACCACCAGCAGCCGGTCCCCCTTCTTTTTTTTTCAGTTACTTAAGTATTATAACTAATTATATTTAAATATAATTAGTTATAATACTTAAGTAACTGAAAGGACAGACTGAAAGGGGTCTCAGAACTGCTGGTCGCCAGCAGACCGTAGCCGAAGAACAGCCGTTCTTGCTGAAAGGGGTACTCAGAACTGCTGGTCGCCAGCAGACCGTAGCCGAAGAACAGCAGTTCTTGCTGAAAGGACTGAAAGGATACGTCTAATTTTAGTATAATTTAGTATCCCTAGAATTCTACTTAATTATAATAAGCACGATTTGCCTACGGGGGACAGGAAGGGGCAAAAAATCTTTTTAAGGCGTAGCAGCATAAAAGGCTGCTATCGGTTATTCAAAGTTCGTCTTGGGGGAAGAGTCTAGGCGGGGTCCAATCCTTTGGGAAAGTAGAAGAAAAAAGGAAGAAGAACAGCTGTTATTTAAGAATAGCTGCTAGTTCTGCTATTTTAGAACTGCTTTTGTTCAACTTTAAATATGAATTTCTTTTTAAACCTTTTAAAACGAATAGAGCAGTTATTATTCTATTAATTATGAAAGTACGTGCATCTGTTAAAAAAATTTGTGATAATTGTCGTGTTATTCGTCGAAAAGGAACAGTAATGGTTATTTGTTCAAACCCAAAACATAAACAACGTCAAGGTTAAAAGATTCTTACTTACTTATAAGTAAGTAATTAAGAACTCTATTTATAAATTATTTTATAAATAGAGTTCTTATTTTGTTTTTACCCCCAGGGGAATTCGAATCCCCGTCTCCTCCGTGAAAGGGAGATGTCCTAGGCCTCTAGACTATGGGGGCTGTTCTGCTTTGTTACTTACTTTATTATAAGATTTTAAATAAAAAAGTCAAGATGTTAGTATAGAAGTATAGTATTATTTCTAAAAAGTGTGTATTTTATGAGTTTATTACGATAAAAAATTTTATACAAAAATCTTATACGAAATCTTATAAGATTTCTTATAAAATTTCAAACTATCCAGGCCTTTTTACCGTGGTTGAAGTATTTCGAAAGCTTAAAGTGCGATTTCTTCATCTGCTAATATCTTCCTTTTTCCTTATGGGAAACTCCTATTTTAGAAAACGCCCTATTTAGAACAGTAGAAAAAAGTGCCCCTCTTCCCCTATATGGCCGGGGTGGTCGGGGGCCCCAGCCCATACTTGGCAGAAGGCTGGGGTCGGGGGCCCCTAGCCCCAACTTGGGGGCCCCCAAGCCCGTCCTTGGTTTTTCCCCTTAAAACTAAGTATAGTCTGACTATACTTAGTTTTAAGGGGAAAAACCAAGGACGGGCTTGGGGGCCCCCAAGTTGGGGCTAGGGGCCCCCGACCCCAGCCTTCTGCCAAGTATGGGCTGGGGCCCCCGACCACCCCGGCCATATAGGGGCGGGCGGCCATCGAGCCCCCTCTTCCTATGTTTTCTCCCCTCCCTCCTTCCCTACGGCTCCGGCTCTTACGCTTCGCTCCCTACGGCTCCGGCTCCGGCTTAAACCTAAGTTTAGACCGAAGGGGTCTAGCTAAACTTATTTTTAATGGGAAAAGGGTACAATGGCCACCCCCCCCTCTTCCTTGGAAAGATCCTTTTAAATGAACTATAACAAAGTTATAGTTCATTTAAAAGGATCTTTCCAAGGAGAGGCTCGGGGGCCCCAGCCCATAGTATGGGCTGGGGCCCCCGACCGAAGAAGGGGCGGCCATCGAGCCCCGGGTTCGAAGGCCACCCCGGCCAACGAGGGGCCCTTCCTTCCTCCCTCCTCTCCCCTCTACCACTTCGTTCCCTCCGGCTCCGGTACGGCTACGGCTCCGGCTCTCCCTTCCCCCCTACCGCCCCTCCGGCTACGGCCCTCTTACCCTTCGGCCGACAGAGCTCTGCTACCCTTCGGCCTCTCTAGCTTCGCTCCCTCAGGTCCGGTCCGGCTCTTACCCTTCGGTCCCTACGGCTCCGGTTCTCTCCCCTCCCTTCCTTCCCTCTTTCCCTCCGGTCCCTACGGCTCCGGCTTCCCTTCGGTCCGGCTCTCCCTTCTACCCTCCGGCCTTCTACCCTCCGGCCTTCTACCCTCCGGCTCTCCTACCCTTCGGTCCGGTTCGGTCCGGTCCGGTCCCGCTCTCTCTTTCTGCTACCCTTCGGCCGACAGAGCTCTGCTACCCTTCGGCCGACAGAGCTCTGCTACCCTTCGGTCCCTCCGGTCCGGTACGGCTACGGCTCCGGTCCGGCTACGGCTACGGCTCCGGCCTTCTACCCTCCGGCCTTCCCTCTTACGCTGCGCTCCCTCCGGCTCCGGCTACCCTCCGGTCCGGTCCGGTTTGGTAAGGTCCGGCTATGTTTTCTCCACCCCTTCGGTTTAAAATTTTAGACCGAAGGGGTCTAGCTAAAGTTTTAAACCGCAGGGGTGGAGAAAACATAGAGAGAGCCGTAGGGTAGGGAAGAGCCCGAAGGTATTTTAAGCTGAACAGCCTAGGTCTTCCGGTTTGTTTTCCTCAAAACAGGTTATTCGGCCCTTGTTTTCCTGTTCGTGTTTTTCTAAGCTTTCAGCCTTAGGAAGGTTCCTGCTCTTACCTCGTAGTTTCGTCTTACTTATAAGTAAGTATACTAAAAGTACGGTAGTCCGAACGTATTTTAAGTAGACTTAACTTAACTTAACTATACTTAACTATACTTAACTATCCTTAACTTAACTATACTTAACTTAACTATACTTAACTATACTTAACTTAACTATACTTAACTATACTCTTTTAGACTTAACTTAAGTAGACTTAAGTAGACTTAACTTAACTTAACTTAACTTAACTTAACTTAACTTAACTTAACTTAACTTAACTTAACTTAACTTAACTTAACTTAACTTAACTTAACTTAACTTAACTTAACTTAACTTATAAGACGAAACTACTTATACTTATAAGTAAGTAGGCAAGGCCTTTGTAGCAGTTCCTCGAAGAGGAACACCCGTAGGCCTGCTTTTTTTAAAGGACAGCGAAGCCGAAGAACCCATGAGGAAGACCTAGACCCTTTCAGTATACGGGCTGTTTTCTTCTTTTCCCCCTAGGGAAAAGAAGACCCGGGAAAGGCGGGCCAGCCGTTTTAGTATTCTTACTATTAAAGTATAAGGATATTTAAATAGTAAGAATACTAAAACGAAAGGATCCGCCTTTTTCCTTTGTGGAGACTCCCCGGCTTTTAAAAGGGGGAACCACCATCAGCCTCCTAGGATCCTTCGGTCCTTTCAGTACTGCTGGCTTTCCTTTGTTTTTCCTCGGGGGCCCCTAGCCCCAAGTTGGGGCTAGGGGCCCCCGACCATTATAATTAACTATAACTTAGTTATAGTTAATTATAATGGTCGGGGGCCCCTAGCCCCAACTTGGGGCTAGGGGCCCCCGAGGAAAAACCAAGGGTTCTTCCTATGTTTTTCCTCGGGGGCCCCTAGCCCCAAGTTGGGGCTAGGGGCCCCCAACCCTTATAAATAAGTTTAGCTAGACCCCTTCGGTCTAAACTTATTTATAATGGGAAAAACATAGGGTTCAATGGCCACCCCCTATATGGCTGCTTCGCAGAAGGGGCGGCCATCGAGCCCCGGGTTCGAAGGCTCGGGGGTTGGGGGCCCCCAGCCCATACTTGGGGCTGGGGGCCCCCGAGCCCCAAGTATGGGCTGGGGCCCCCAACCCCCGACCACCCCCTATATGGCCGGAAGAAGGGCGGCCATCGAGACCCGGCTGCTTCAACGAGGGGCCCTTCCTTCCCTCCCCTCTTACGCTTCGCCCTCTCTCTTTCTGCTACCCTTCGGTCCCTCCGGTACGGCTCCGGCTCTTCCTCTTACGCTTCGCTCTCTCCGGTCCGGTCCCTACGGCTACGGCTCCGGCTCCCCCCTCCCCTCCCCTCTTTCCCTCCGGTCCCTACGATTCCGGCTCTCTCTTTCTGCTACCCTTCGGCTCCTCCCCTTCGGTACGGCTACGGCTTCGGCTTCGGTTCGGTCCGGCTATGTTTTCTCCACCCCTCCGGTTTAAAATTTTAGCTAGACCCCTTCGGTCTAAATTTTTAAACCGGAGGGGTGGAGAAAACATAGGAAGAGGGGAAAGGCCACCCCCTCGATGGCCGGAAGAAGGGCGGCCATCGAGCCCCGGCCTTTCCTTGGTTTTTCCTCGGGGGCCCCTAGCCCCAAGTTGGGGCTAGGGGCCCCCGACCATTATAATTAACTATAACAAAGTTATAGTTAATTATAATGGTCGGGGGCCCCTAGCCCCAACTTGGGGCTAGGGGCCCCCGAGGAAAAACCAAGGGTTCGATGGCCACCCCCTATATGGCCGGAAGAAGGGCGGCCATCGAGCCCCGGCCATCGAGGGGAAAAGGGGTCCTTAAAAAGGAATTTTTACCATTATAAATAAGTTTAGTTAGACTTAACTTATTTATAATGGTAGAAATTCCTAGCCGCTGACCAACTTACTTACCGAAGGGTATTACATACCAAAGGGTACTGGCTTTATTACTTACCGAAGGGTACTGGCTTCCCGAAGAATACTGGCTTACCGAAGGGTACTGGTTTACTTACTTACTTACTTACTTACTTACTTACTTACTTAGCGAAGCGTACTGGCTTACTTACTTACTTAGCGAAGCGTACTGGCTTACTTATAAGTCTTCTGACTGAAAGGACTGAAAGAAGGGGACCTTACTTATAAGTAAGTAAGTCGTGGGGTCAGCAAAGCAGTACTGAAAGGACTGAAAGGATCTTTAAAAGGTCCCTTATCCTTTCAGTCCTTTCAGTGCAGCAGCCCTTTTTTACTCAGATCTCATCAGCCGGGGCGGCCTACGAGCCCCGGATCCTTTCAGTCCTTTCAGTAGGGACCTTTCAGTGGCGACTGTAAGGTCTTCTGCTGCTGCGGAGTCTTATAACTTTCAGTCTCTCAGCTCCGCGTACTGAAAGGTCACTTATAAGTAAGAAAGGTCACTTAGTTATACGTAAGTGACTGTAAGGTCTTCTGCTGCTGCGGAGTCTTACTTACTTATAAGTGACATAGTCTAGGGGCACTGAAAGGACTGAAAGGATCCTCCAAGCATCGGCGCCCCAAGACTTATATGTAACTTAAGTCCCCTTCGTTTATGTCCCCTTATGGGAACTTCGGTTAAGTCCAGTCCCCTACGGATAAGTCCAGCTCCTACCCTCCGGCTTTGGTTAAGTTTAGTTTAGTTAAGTATAATTAAGTATCGTTAAGTTAAGGAGAGTTAAGTATAGTTAAGTTAAGTATAGTTATGTAGAAGTAAGTTAAGTAGAGTTAAGTAAGACTTATAAGTAAGTAAGTAAGTAAGTAAGTAAGTAAGTAAGTAAGTAAGTAAGTAAGTAAGTAAGTAAGTAAGTAAGTAAGTAAGTAAGTAAGTAAGCCAGTACGCTTCGCTAAGTAAGTAAGTAAGTAAGTAAGTAAGTAACCGAAGGGTAGTGGGCCAGTACGCTTCGCTAAGTAAGTAAGTAAGTAACCGAAGGGTAGTGGGCCAGTCCGCTTCGCTAAGTAAGTAAGTAAGTAAGGAAAGTTTTTTATTACTTATAAGACTAAAAATAAAATGGACATAACTTTTATGTCCACTTTTATAAAAACAAAAACGCCTTGTTAGCTCCCCAATGTTTGGACATGGAGGGCGCGTCCACTCGTGTCCACACTAAGTTTTGCACGATAAAAAGGGTGCTTTTTGGGCGTTTTTGGACATAAAAAAAGAAGTTTTTGAAACAATGTTGACCCCCCCCCCCGGCCTTTAATATGACTGACCCCCCCCTCGAGTCCGGGGAGGCCCTCCGGCATAACCAGTAAGATAACTGACCCCCCCTCGAGGCCGGGGAGGCCCTCCGGCATAACCAGTAAGATGACTGATCCCCTCCCCCCTCGAGGCCGGGGGAGTCCCTCGGAATAACCAGTAATAGTTATTCCCAGCAACCTCTCGGCTTTATGGGAAGAACTATTACTGATCCCCCTCGAGGCCGGGGAGGCCCTCGGCTTTAATATTACTGTCCCCCCCCCCCTCGAGGCCGGGGCTCGATGGCCGCCCCCGGCCATCGAGGGGGAGGCCCTCGGCGTTAATAAACAGTAATAGTTATTCACATCAACCTATCGGCTTTATGGGAATAACTATTACTGTTTATTCCGAGGGCTCCCGCATCACTCTAATAATCAGTAATAGTTATTCCCAGCAAACTATCGGCTTTATGGGAATAACTTTTACTGGTTATTACGAGGGCTCCCGCATACCTCTAATAAACAGTAATAGGTGTTCCCAGCAATCCGTTAGGCTAACTGGGAATACCTATTATTGGTTGGGGAGGGTAGGAATATACCTAACCAGTAATAGTTATTACCAGCAAAACTATAGGATAAATGTACTAACTATTACTGTTTAGGTCATCTAGTGGTTCCTCGGCATTATTCTGACTGTTCCCTCGAGGCCGGGGCTCGATGGCCGCCCCCGGCCATCGAGGGGGAGGCCCTCGGCATGACTATTACTGATCCCACGCGAGGCATTACTATTACTGATCCCCCCCCCTCGAGGCCGGGGAGGCCCTCGGCATGACCAGTAATAGTTCTTCCCATAAAGCCGATAGGTTGCTGGGAATAACTATTACTGATCCCCCTCGAGGCCGGGGGGGAGCCCTCGGCTTTAATATGACTGATCCCCCTCGAGGCCGGAGAGGCCCTCGGCATAACCAGTAATAGTTCTTCCCATAAAGCCGAGAGGTTGCTGGGAAGAACTATTACTGATCCCCCTCGAGGCCGGGGCTCGATGGCCGCCCCCGGCCATCGAGGGGGAGGCCCTCCGGCATAACCAGTAATAGTTCTTCCCATAAAGCCGATAGGTTGCTGGGAAGAACTATTACTGATCCCCCTCGAGGCCGGGGCTCGATGGCCGCCCCCGGCCATCGAGGGGGAGGCCCTCCGGCATAACCAGTAATAGTTCTTCCCAGCAACCTCTCGGCTTTATGGGAAGAACTATTACTGATCCCCTCGAGGCCGGGGCTCGATGGCCGCCCCCGGCCATCGAGGGGGAGGCCCTCGGCATTAAGATGACTGATCCCCCTCGAGGCCGGGGCTCGATGGCCGCCCCCGGCCATCGAGGGGGAGGCCCTCGGCATTAAGATGACTGATCCCCCTCGAGGCCGGGGCTCGATGGCCGCCCCCGGCCATCGAGGGGGAGGCCATCGGCAAAACTATTACTGATCCCCCTCGAGGGCTGCGGTAGTCCTAACTTAGTTGGGTTTACGGAACATCTGGTTGTTCTACTTGGCACCGAGAGTAGGCAGTGTTCATTTTCGAACCAAGCATACTGAGTACTTTGAGAACGGTCGCCTTCGGCTACCATTTTCAAAGTACCAAGCATACTTAGTACTTTGAGAATGGTAGCCTTCGGCTACCATTCGAACCAAGCATACTTAGTCCTTTGAGAATGTTAGCCTTCGGCTACCATTCGAACCAAGCATCCTTAGTAATTTGAGAATGGTAGCCTTCGGCTACCATTCTCAAATTACTAAGATCGCCCTGTCGGGCTCGAACGGCGTATATATATTTATATTTTTTTTTAGTAGGGGTGATAATATAACATATTTATTAATGAAAGTCAATAGGGGTACCCTATTGACTTTTGGTTATATATATGTTATCCTATACCCCCATACTAAAAAAAAATATAAATATATATATATGCGTGGGTTCAATACCTCAGGAGGAACCACTAGATGACCTAGACAGTAATAGTTAGTAACATTTATCCTATAGGTTTGCTGGTAATAACTATTACTGGTTAGGTATAGTACTACCCTCCCCAAACAGTAATAGGTATTCCCTGTTATCCTAACGGATTGATGGGAATACCTATTACTGTTTGGGGAGGTATGCGGGAGCCCTCGGAATAAACAGTAATAGTTATTCCCATAAAGCCGATAGGTTGCTGGGAATAACTATTACTGGTAATGCCGAGGGCCTCCCCCTCGATGGCCGGGGGCGGCCATCGAGCCCCGGCCTCGAGGGGATCAGTCATCTTAATGCCGAGGGCCTCCCCCTCGATGGCCGGGGGCGGCCATCGAGCCCCGGCCTCGAGGGGAATCAGTAATAGTTATGCCGATGGCCTCCCCCTCGATGGCCGGGGGCGGCCATCGAGCCCCGGCCTCGAGGGGGATCAGTAATAGGTTTGCCGAGGGCCTCCCCGGCCTCGAGGGGAATCAGTAATAGGTTTGCCGAGGGCCTCCCCCTCGATGGCCGGGGGCGGCCATCGAGCCCCGGCCTCGAGGGGGGGGTCAGTAATAGTTATGCCGATGGCCTCCCCGGCCTCGGGGGGGGGGATCAGTAATATGTTTGCCGAGGGCCTCCCCCTCGATGGCCGGGGGCGGCCATCGAGCCCCGGCCTCGAGGGGGAACAGTAATAGGTATTCCCAGTTAGCCTAACGGATTGCTGGGAATAACTATTACTGGTTATGCCGAGGGCCTCCGGCCTCGAGGGGATCAGTCATCTTAATGCCGAGGGCCTCCCCCTCGATGGCCGGGGGCGGCCATCGAGCCCCGGCCTCGAGGGGGATCAGTAATAGTTATGCCGAGGGCCTCCCCCTCGATGGCCGGGGGCGGCCATCGAGCCCCGGCCTCGAGGGGGATCAGTAATAGGTTTGCCGAGGGCCTCCCCGGCCTCGAGGGGGAACAGTAGTAGGTATTCCCAGTTATCCTAACGGATTGCTGGGAATACCTATTACTGGTTAGTAATAGGTATGCGGGAGCCCTCGGAATAACCAGTAAGAGGTCTTCCCATAAAGCCGATAGGTTGCTGGGAATAACTCTTACTGGTTATGCCGAGGGCCTCCCCCCCCCGGCCTCGAGGGGGGATCAGTAATATTTATGCCGAGGGCCTCCCCCTCGATGGCCGGGGGCGGCCATCGAGCCCCGGCCTCGAGGGGAAACAGTCAGAGTGGTTATTCCGAGGGCATCCCCCCGGCCTCGAGGGGTACCAGGAATGTTTGGAATGCCGAGGGCCTCCCCCTCGATGGCCTCCTTCGGCGGGCGGCCATCGAGCCCCGGCCTCGAGGGGAAACAGGAAGAGTTGGGATGCCGAGGTCCCCCTAATCATTAATAGTTATTCCCAGCAAAACTCTCTGCTTAATGTGAAGAACTATTAAATGTTAGGTTATAGCTATTCCCCTTAAAACTCGCGGTCTGCGGAAAAAAACACTAAGGTATATGTCATGCCGATGGCCTCCCTCTCCTTTATTTATTTATCTTTAATAAATAAAGGAGAGGGAGGGGGGTCTACATTGTTTCAAAAACTCCCTTTTTTGTGTCCAAAACAACCCCCAAAATACCTGTTTATCGTGCGATAATTTGGACACGAGTGGACACGCCCGCCATGTCCACTCAGGGGGAGGGGAACGTGGCGTTTTTTTATATTTTAAAAGTGGACATAAAAGTTATGTCCATTTTATTTAAAATAATATAATTCTTATTTGATCTATGATACCTCGAAAAAAGTCTTCGATGGTCTCACTATTTGCTACGCTACGCGTGAGCAAATAGGAAAGAGCAGATTTTTCGCAAGAGCCTAGGTAAGGCTCTGGCGTTCATTTAAGTAAGTAATAAAGTAATTAATTAAGGACTAATAATAATAGCACCTTACCCAAGAAAATCTTAGTGGGTAAGGTGCTATTATTATTAGTCCTTAATTAATTACTTTATTACTTACTTACTTACTTACTTAAATACTTCCTTAAGTAATTAAGTAATTACTTAATTAATTACTTAAGGAATTAGTTCTTTCCTTCCTTACCTAATTACTTAGCGAAGCTTAAATGCTTAATTAATTAATAATATAAGACTATAAATTACGAATGTAATTTATAGTCTTATATTATTAATTAATTAAGCATTTAATTACGAATGTAAAATATAGTCTTATATGAAAGTGCTTTCCTCCCACCGCTTATTTCTTAGGGGGGGTTTATTTCTCCATCGTAGTAATGTGTCTTTACTTCTAAAGGGATCTCACGTTTAAGTAAAAATTTTGAATAAGGCCCAACCCCTTCCATGATTTCAGTAGCTTTCTCTGAAGGGTCTATTTTTCCGGGGAAGCAGATAAGGGCACCGTCGTGGTCTAAAGAGATAGGCAGTCCACCTGCTAGTATTGCCTGTCCTACTACTTCAGTAAGAAGTAAAACCTCGTGGGATTGTACAACCCTAGAGATGCCACGGTGTTTACCTTCGTAAACATAAGGTTTTACTCTATCTACACAGTAAGTACAGTAGCGCTGACGTATGATACCGTTCGCATCAGAAGCCTTCCCATGCGGTACGGCACACTCAAGATTGAAATTCTTAACCTCATTAGAGATTTCAAGCTGCTCAATTACTGTTTTTAAGCTCCAGAAGGTGCGCGATTGTAACAAGTCCTCTAAACGCCAGCTAACATTTATTTTATCTAGCGCATTAGCTACTATGTTAGCGGCAAGCCTCTCCGTCCCTGCAGCATTTACACCATTAAGCGTAGTATAGAAAGCTACTTTATTTCCTAAGATCGGCAGGGGCTAGGTCGATGTCACGTTCGGGACCTTTCAAGAGACCTATTTTTTCCTCCACTAACCTATCCCAGAAACGCTTTTCACTTAAAGATTGATGCAACTGTAAATTAGGATCGGGTAAGCAAGCTGAAGCGACATTCGCATGCGCAGCCGATATATACAAGTCTATAAATGTAAGGTCGTATAAGCTAGTTATTTCCTTAATAATCTCCTTTAGCAGTTCCTTCTTCATACCATGCGCTGTTGACCCTTTAGCTGTAAGTCGAGGTGCTTTTTCACTACGTGTGTACTTCTCCGGCACTAGCCCTTTGCTGAAGTTTCTCTTAGTTTCGAAGTACTTACGTCCTGTTGGTAAGGGTTCTTTTTCCTTTCTTTCTAACGCCTTCTGCTTTTCGTAATCGAACGAAAGGGATTCTACTTCCTCAAGTATAGTAGTTTTATTAGAAGATTTAAAAGCTACAGACATGTTATTAAATAAACCCTCTATAAGTGTTGTCTGTTTTGCTACTGGCATGATTCTTAAAATCCCTAAATACTGGTGCCAGACGAATAAGAGCCTCCACTCTTTTCTCCCCTTCACTAGCGTACCCGTTGGGTACGTAAGGGGCATAGTAATAGTAGTATCTAGGGACAGTCAGGCTTTATATGTAATGAACGATTAATGCCATCTCGGGAGGGTTGAAAAATCTCATAAGTCTACTTATCCTTCATCGTCCGAACTAGTTGCATTAACGTCGTTAACCTGTGCATCCAAAATAGCTTCTCTAACCAGACTTTTTAAATCTACATTTAAGTACGTTACCAGAGGTTTTACTAGACCTAAAACAGTATTATATAGGTCTTCTTCGTCGTAAGACTGGTTAGTTAATTCACTTACCTTTACCGCTGCTAGTACGATACGGTAAAGCTCTGAAGGAATATTTCTGATGTAAAGTGTTATTTTCCTTTGATTTAAAATAACCTTCTTTCCCTTCTCTGCTTAGAACGAATCCCATCTACAGTTTGTATACTAATAAGTAGTTTTTCAAAAGCAGACCTTTTCATTAGGATCCTGTTACCCATATCTACAACCTTTACCTTATACATCCGCAGGAGCACCTACAGTTCCTTAATTGAGATCCCTTTTTCCAGGCCCAACTGTACTACATTAATTAGAGGTTCAGCATTATTCTCATTATTATTATTATCCATTCTTTGCTCTTTTCTTTTCTTTTGGTTTTTGTTTTTCTTTGAGCTTCTTTATAAACAGACTACAGCTCTACTCAAAAACACTTCATAACTTTTAAGGAAAGTGGAGTAAGGGAATGCTATGTTAAGTAGTTTAGTAACTGGCTTTCTGTTTACTTATAAGACTGAAAGTTCTTCTGCCGCTACCTAAAAAAGTGCTATGGGCGGTGGCGAGCTCCGCGTACTGAAAGGACTGAAATTATTAGGGGTTCTTCTCTTCCCCTCGATGGCCGCCCTTCTTCCGGGTTCGATGGCCACCCCCGGCCTCCTTCTTTCCTTGTTTTTTGGCCCCTAGCCCCAAGTTGGGGCTAGGGGCCCCCAACCCCTTAAACCTAAGTATAGCTAGACCCCTTCGGTCTATACTTAGTTTTAATGGGGCCCCTAGACCGAAGGGTCCCAGACTTGGGGCTAGGGGCCCCCGAGGAAAAAACAAGGACAGGGCGGCCATCGAGCCCGCCGAAGGAGGCCTCCTTCTTTCCTTGTTTTTTCTCGGGGCCCCAAGTCTGGGACCCTTCGGTCTAGGGGCCCCATTAAAACTAAGTATAGACCGAAGGGGTCTAGCTATACTTAGTTTTAATGGGGCCCCTAGACCGAAGGGTCCCAGACTTGGGGCCCCGAGAAAAAACAAGGACAGGGCGGCCATATAGCCCCGGCCCTTCCTTCCTCCTCTCCTACCCTCCGGTACGGCTCCGGCTACCCTCCGGTCCGGCTATGTTTTCTCCACCCCCTCGTAGGCCGGGGGCTCGTTGGCCGCCCCCTCGTTGGCCGGGGGCGGCCAACGAGCCCCCGGCCAACGAGGGGGCGGCCTACGAGCCCCTACCCTACGGCTCTCTCTATGTTTTCTCCCCTCTTACGCTTCGCTCCCTACGGCTCCGGCTTAAAACTAAGTATAGACCGAAGGGGTCTAGCTATACTTAGTTTTAAACCGAAGGGGCTATATGGCCGCCACCCGGCCATCGAGGGGGTGGAGAAAACATAGGAGAGGCCGGGGGCGGCCATATAGCCCGTCCGGTTTAAAACTAAGTATAGCTAGACCCCTTCGGTCTAAACTTAGGTTTAAGCCGGAGGGACTCGGGGGCCCCAGCCCATAGTATGGGCTGGGGCCCCCCGACCGGAGGGGTAGAGGAAAACATAGGAAGAGGGGCCAAATAGGGGTGGCCATCGAACCCTTGTATTTTCCCATTATAATTAACTATAACTAAGTTATAGTTAATTATAATGGGAAAATACAAGGAAAGGCTCGGGGGGGGGGCCCCAGCCCATACTTGGGCTGGGGCCCCCGAGCCCCAGCCCCAAGTATGGGCTGGGGTTGGGGGCCCCTGCCCCAACTTGGGGCAGGGGCCCCCGAGCCCCCGACCGCAAGAACTGCAAGCAGCTTAAAGTCAGAAGAAACCGCTGTTCTTCTGGCAGCAGTTCTTGCAACCGGTTGCAAGAACTGCAAGAACCCAGCAGCACCGGTTCTTTAAGGCGGCTCCCCTCAGCAACCGGTTGCTGAGGGGAGCCGCCTTAAAGAACCGGCTGCTTCTACGAGAGGGCAAAGAGCCCCGGACTGTAAGGCCTGAAAGGGTTCGGGGTGCTTGGGGGCGAAGAGCCCCCGGACGGAAAGGACTGAAAGGATCCGGGGGGGGGGGGCGTTAATTACTTATAAGTGTACTGAAAGGTCTTCAGGTGCTCCCGCCCAAGCACCGATGCTTGGAGGAGAAACCTGCTGTTCTTCTTTCCTGCCCCTCGTAGGCTCGGGGGCCCCAGCCCCAAGGCCCCCGACCGCAGAAGGGCGGTCGGGGGCCTTGGGGATGGGGCCCCCGAGCCTACGAGGGGCAGGACGGAAACTTTTTAAGGAGTCTCCAAAGCCACTTACTTACTTATAAGTAAGGTCTTACCCGGTTCTTTTAAAGGGCCGTCCTTAGTTTTCCTCTACCCCTCCGGCCTCTACCACTTCGTTCCAGAGCACCGTAGTGAACCGGTGAGGTTCCTTTTCCCATTATAAATAAGTTTAGCTAGACCCCTTCGGTCTAAACTTATTTATAATGGGAAAAGGAACCTCACCGGTTCCCTACGGTGCTCTGGAACGAAGTGGTAGAGGCCGGAGGGGTAGAGGAAAAACAAGGAAAGAAGAACCGCTGATCTACTACTCTTTGGGAGATATGCTGTAAATATAGCAAAAGAACGGCTAGAAGACAGCACTCTTTTTTTTATGTATGTTTATAACATATGTTTTCGTATTAATAAATTAAATAAAATACGTCCTGGTGTAGTTGCCATATATTGATTTACTATAAAATGTTTACAATCATATAATATCTGTGTATTTGGAGCAATTTCTTGCATAGAACCTTTAAGGTCTAACCGTATTTCTAACGGTTCTTCTTGTATATTTTCATTTTCCAGAAGCCCATTCCATTGAACCCATATTAATGCATGCAAATCTATTTTTCCACGTTCTGTCTTCCAGTCCCGCTGCCATGTATGCAAATTCCTTCTTTTAACGGTCCCTTCTAGGAGTCCGAAGGCTGCTTCTTTGCCAAAACCAAAAGCGCTAAAAGATGCACTGGACGGACTAGGAAAAAGAGAAGTAGTGGAAAAAGGGGGCTCGGCCCAGAGACCTTTTGTTTTTTTTAGGTATGGACTAGGTTGCTGAGACGGGCCGGTAGAATTATTATTATAGGCTTTTAGAACATCATAAAAATTCTTAAAAGTTAAACCAGTACCTTTTAAAAAACGCAAATTTCCTAAATGTGTAGTTGTTGTTAAATAATAACAACCTAATACCATATCTTGACTTGGGATAGTTAAAGGTTCACCGGTGGCAGGTGATAACATATTATTTCGTGCTAACATTAATTTCCAAGCTTCTGCACGTGCTTCTATTGTAATGGGGACATGAACAGCCATTTGATCCCCATCAAAATCAGCATTAAATGCGGAACAAACTAATGGATGTAATAAAATAGCACGACCTTCTATTAATTTAGGAATAAAAGCTTGAAAACCAAGACGGTGCAATGTAGGTGCACGATTTAATAAAACAGGTGAGACTTGTAAAATTTCACGTAATAATTCTATAGTTAAAGCTGGATTATTTTTAATTAAATTTTTTGCCCCAATAACTGTTTTGGCATAATTTTTATTTAAAATAATTTTTAATAAAAAAGGTAAATATAGTACTTTTGCCATTTCAATAGGTAGTCCACATTCATGTAATTTTAATTTCGGACCTACCACAATAACCGTACGTCCTGAATAATCTACACGTTTACCCAATAGAAATTGTCTAAAACGTCCTTGTTTTCCTTTTAAACTATCGGATAATGATTTTAAAGCACGCCCTCTTGAATCTTTTTCCGGTTGCTTTAGTAGACTCCCTTCCGAAGTAGAACCTTGTCCACGTAAACTTCCCGTAATGGAAGAACCAGTAGTCACCTTTTTTAAAGGCCCACTTTTACCATTTTGTAATAAATTATCAACTGCTTCTTGTAATAAACGTTGTGCATATTTCATTTCATATGAAATACAAGTTGCTGGATCTTTTAAAAACTTTTTTAAACGTTCATTACGGTAAATTACTTTTTGATATAATCGATTTAAATCTGCAGCAGCTATTTGATTTCCCATTTTAACTATTGGTCTTAAATCTGGTGGTAATACCGGTAAAATTGTAATTAACATTGTAGAAGGATTTGAATCTTTACGAAATAATTTACGTACTAATTTTGTACGACGTATTAAAAATTCTCTTTTTTTACAATACTCTTTTAAAAGGTTTTGATTTTTTTTATCAAAAATAAATATTTGTACTTGTTTTTTTAGTTTTAATATGATTTTATTTAATTGATATAATAGGTATCTATTCTGTTTATCTAATTTTTGAATTTCATTAAAATTTAATAAGTCTAAAAGTTGTTGTACCATTCCTGGGCCTGAATAGAATGCACTAAATATTGTGATATCTTTTTCTCCCATACTCGAAAAGAGTGCTATTTCGCCTTTCTTTCCTGTTTTCTCTGCCCTTTCTTTTATAAGCTTATAAGTTAGTAAATGTGCCCTCTTCTTTTTCATTCTTACCCTCAGCGCTTTAATAAACCTACGGCTCTTATAATATTTCATAAACCTTCGGTCCGCGCCTTCATACGCCCCCCTTACGTCTAAGGCTTCCTTCTTCCCCCTCCCGCCTCTGCTCCGCCCTATGTGCGAAATAGGTAAACGTAAAAAGGAAGAAAGCGCCACATGGGCTTCGTCCCCTTTTTTCTCCCATATTTCGCCACCGGCAGCCTTTCAGCCTAACGTCTCGTAGGCCGCCGGGTGCTTTCCTTGTTTTTTGGCCCCTAGCCCCAAGTTGGGGCTAGGGGCTCGTTGGCCGCCCCCGGCCAACGAGGGGGCCCCCAACCCATTAAAAATAAGTTTAGTCTGACTAAACTTATTTTTAATGGGAAAAACATAGGAAGAGGGGGCTGCCATCGAGCCCCGAGCATCTGTTTTAGAAAAATCCCCCCGAGGGAGGGAAAGACCGTAGGTATCTGAAAGGAAGAACTGCTTTTTTTTATCCGAGGCGGTCGTCCTTTGTATCCGTAGAGAAAAAGGACGAAAATAGCAGAAGGAAGCCTTACCTAGAAGTTGCGAATCGCTGAAAAGGGTTTCACCTTGTTGAAAAACTAAGGTGTTCTTTATATTAGAGTCTAAACGTTTTGTATATGCAAAAACCGGAATATCTGTAGAACCTATACTTGTATAACTATATAATAAAAAGACTTGCCAATCCTTTTCGGTTTCCCAACGTTCCCTATGAGATAGCGTATAAATATTATTAAAAAGTTTATGGTTGTTTTTTAGAAATTTCTTATTTTCTTTTTGTTTATTTTTTTTTCTAAAAATAATGCATCTATCTTTTTCGTTTTGCAATTTATCTAAATTAGATACACTATTCTTATTTATAAGAAGAAAACTCTGAACGTTTCTTTCTCTTTTTTTACTTTTAGCAAATTCCTCTTTCTTCTCTAGGTTGTCTGGCTCTTCCCTTCCTATGTTTTTCTCGGGGGCCCCTAGCCCCAAGTTGGGGCTAGGGGCTCGTTGGCCGCCCCCGGCCAACGAGGGGGCCCCCAACCCATTATAAATAAGTTTAGTCTGACTAAACTTATTTATAATGGGAAAAACATAGGAAACCCCCTCGATGGCCTCCTTCGGCGGGCGCGTTGTCCGCCCTTCTGCCTCGTTGGCCGGGGGCTCGTTGGCCGCCCCCGGCCAACGAGGGGGTTGGGGGCCCCCAGCCCCAACTTGGGGCTGGGGGCCCCCGAGCGGCCAACGAGCCCCAGCACTTTTTTTTAGTATGGGCTGGTGGTCTTCCCTCAAGAATAGACCCCCGTCGTAAAGTACCCTTGAAGCCGGCTTGGGGGAGCGTAGCAATGGTCGCTCGGGGGCCCTAGGCATATCTGCTGTCCCTAGGCGGCTCTGCTCTTCCCCAGGCGGTGCGTTCCCCCCCTCTATGCCCTTTATTGCCGAGTAGGCCCGGGGGTCCTCTCTGCCCTTTATTGCCGAGTAGCCCCGGGGGTCCTCTCTGCCCTTTATTGCCGAGTAGCCCCGGGGGTCCTCTCTGCCCGTGTTCGGCCTACTCGGCAAGAACACCCTTCCGATAGGTAAAGAAAAGACGAACAGCTGTTTTACTGCTTTTACATTAAAAGATGCATAGTTTTCTTTTTTGTTAGACTTATAAGGTATTATGTTTGCTTTTTGATACGAAAGGTTAAACCAAAAAACATCACTTTTTAGATTTCCTAATTTTTCTGTTTTTATTTTGGAATAACAATTCTCTATAGGAACTATACTATCTAAGTTTCTTTTTAGGATATTAAATAATCTAAAACTATTTTTTAATAAGCTAATTTTTAAAAGTCTATTAGACTTATAACGCTTCCATTGCCTTTTTCTACCTTTTGCTTTTTTATTCTTAATAAGACTTCCTAGGGGCTCGTTGGCCGCTCGGGGGCCCCCAGCCCCAAGTTGGGGCTGGGGGCCCCCAACCCCCTCGTTGGCCGGAAGAAGGGCGGACAACAAGCCCCCGGCCTCTCCTATGTTTTTCCCCTTAAAACTAAGTTTAGTCAGACTAAACTTAGTTTTAAGGGGAAAAACATAGGAAGAGGGGTCGGCCAACGAGCCCGCCGAAGGAGGCCATCGAGGGGGGTGTCTATTTAAAAATAAGAATAAGAATAATAAAGGACGGCGTTGGCCCGTAGAGCGGCTCCGCATTACATAGGGCGAGACCCGGTTTTCCTCTCTGCCCTTTCTTGACGAGTAGGCCGCCCGGTTCGAGCATCTAACCTGATTTTTAAGGGATACTCCTAAATGACGAAAGATGCAAACGGGATCCGAAGGAAGCAGCACCTTCGGAAAATTCCCGTAAGAAAGAAGGTCTACTAAATAAAACGTCCTTCTGCTACTATTAGCAATATTCGGTGGCGTATAAAAAGAAATAGGAAAATGACATAAAAATTTGATATTTTTAGTTAAGGTAGGTGTATAAAGTTTTAAAAGAAAATCTCCAAATATAAAAAGTTTTCTAAAAATAGCGGTTAATTTATTTTTAGAAAAAACTAAATTTAAATATTTTTGGATGTCTACCGCTATTTTCGGGGTTTTCCTGTAAACAAAGGAAATAAAAGAAAAGCTGCTTTTATTTCTCTTTTCGTCAGATACCCTATGCTTTTTTTGTCCTTTTTCTCTTTCCACATCGTTCCTCGCAGCTCTTTCTTCCTTTTTACACGTAGGGGTACGGGAATCCGTGCCCCCTGCCCTCCTTCTAAGTGCTGGGGGCCTTCGGCGAAGCAGCTCTAGGGGACTCTTTCTGTGCGGGGTCTTCTCTTTGTTTCTTGCCGATTCCCAGGCCCCCAGCACTTTTTGGGGTTTTAGGTCTGGGCTCTTCCTTTGGTTGGCCAGTATCCCCCCTTTTCTCTTTAAATAGGAAGCAGCTCTTCTAAAAGGCTCCTTTCGAAGAAGGGCGGGCATGGGGAAAAAGCGATTAAAGAAGGGGTAGAAGCAGCTCGTGGGCTGGCCCACTAGCCCGCGACGAAGGGGGGAGTGGCGAGGGGCCCAGCGAAGCAGCCCCCTCGATGGCCGGGGCGGTCGGGGGCCCCAGCCCATACTTGGGGCTGGGGCCCCCGAGCCAACGAGCCCCCGGCCCTTAGATAAGAGATAATAGGTGTTCCGACGCCTCTCCCGAACTGAAAGGGACGCGAAGCCCCCTGTACGCCACCAGATGCCTTCGGCACGGGTGTCGGGGGCTCGGAAGGGGGGTTTCGCCAACCTAGGACCCAGACCGCCCGGTAGGGGGAAAGAAGAAAACCCCCCGACGTCGCTGTGGGAAGAGCCCTCTTTTTTTAGGAAGCAGCCCCTATGTACCAGATGCCTTGGGTCAGCGCTATGCTTCGCGAAGCGCTGAACCATGGCATATGGTCGAAGAGCTGGGCTTGGCGAAGCGCTGACCCAAGGCATAGGGGGTGGGCTAGGAAGGTTTCACTTAAGGAAAGCGCCGAGCACCCTAGGTGGAAAAAGGAAGAAAGAGTGTTTTTTATGTTGAAAAGAGATATTTTCGAAAGTAGCCGCTCGGTGCGGAGCAACCGGTCGGGGCTCGATGGCCGCCCCCTCGTTGGCCGGGGGCTCGATGGCCGGGGGCTCGTTGGCCGCCCCCGGCCAACGAGGGGGCGGCCATCGAGCCCCCGGCCAACGAGGGGGCGGCCATCGAGCCCCGACCGGTATATAATAAACACTGCTGAAAGGGAAACAAGGGTTTTTAGATTGTTTAATACAATATAAAAAATGATAATAATATATTTGTTTAAAAAGTTGTAACAAAGGTACTATATAAAAATATGTTCTATTATTTATTAAGTTTAATGGCTTAGTCAAACGCTTTTCCAGGAGTTCGAAAGATCTAGGCTCTATAAAATTATCAATAGTTTTTTTTATTGGAAATAAGGTGCTCTTATTAATTAATACAGTAGCTTGCATAATTGCTTTTTGAAACGCTTGTTTATACAGAAGGGATAACCCTTTTTTAAAAGATACATATAAGGATTGCTTATATATTTTTTTTTCTAAATAACATAATATATAAATATCAATGGGTAACTGTTGAATTATTTTGTTTGTATTTATTATTTTTAGGATAGAAGAATCTAGAAAAGACACTTCTTTTTTAGCGAAGGTAAAAGAGCGGCTACCCCCTCGTTGGCCGGGGTCGGCCAACGAGCCCCTTTCTCCCAACGAGCCCCCGGCCAACGAGGGGCGGTCGGGGGTTGGGGGCCCCCAGCCCCTACTTGGGGCTGGGGGCGCCCCAGCTCGGGGGCCCCCAGCCCCAAGTTGGGGCTGGGGGCCCCCAACTTGGGGCTGGGGCGCCCCCAGCCCCAAGTTGGGGCTGGGGGCCCCCAACCCCCGACCCCCGACCTCTCCTTGGTTTTTCCCGTTAAAACTAAGTATAGTCTGACTATACTTAGGTTTAAGGGGAAAAACCAAGGAAGAGCCCGCTCGGGGCTCGATGGCCGCCCCCTGCCATCGATGGGGGTGCGAAGCCCCACCCGGCGGGTGGGGCTTCGCACCCCCGACCGGCTGCTTCAACGAGGGGGCAGCTGCTATTTTCGTCTTATTTTTTATTTCACTTATGTTAGAAAAAGGTAGACAACCCAACAACCTATTTAGGTTGCGTAATACGCAGTCTTCCTTTTTTACCTTCCAGCCCTGCGTGCCGCTTTTTTGCTCTGGCGCGCCCTTCTTCGATTGGTAAAGGGAGTTCTCTTGGTACAGCCCTTTTTCCTTGCGCAACCAAAGGTTGCTTAAAGAAAGAAGAGCCGCTTCCTTTCGATCTCTTGCATCCGCCTTCAGATGCTTACGGTCGTGCGGGTTCCTTAAGGGATCATACCTAGACTGAAACTTCGGTCCTTCAGGACGAGCGCCTAAAATACTGGCTGGACCTTTCAGTGCTTGGAGGAGGCCCGGTCCTTTCCGTGGCTCGGGGGCCCGTAGACTTGAGGCTGCTTCGCTTCCGGAGTCTGGCCCCTTACGTCTACTGCCACTGAAATCGGTTCCCTCGACGTAAGGCTGAAAGGCTGTCGGAAGGGCGGGGCCGCTAACGTCTAGGGGCCCACGATCCCCGCCCAGGTCACTGAAAGGACCAGCCCCTCCCAGAGGTAGGCTTGCATGGGGAGGGGCTACGATTGGGGAGGGGACGTCGAAAAAAAAAGGAACTGTAGAAGAAAAATACTTCACACAAGAAGGAAACAAACTTATAATAAATGGTAAATAAAAACCTAAATATGTACTAAATAATTTTAAAATATAGGATTTATTTCTATTTTTTTGGTATTGTATTAATTTACACTTCTTCCTTTTTTTTTCAAGAAATGTTTTCTTTTTTAGAATAGATTTATTGGAAAAAAGCTTTTTTTTCAAATGTAGGGCAGCGGGTACTAAACAGCAGGTGTTCCTCAGCAAGCCCCTTTTTAATACTTTTGGTACAGACCTAAAAAAGGAAGCATTTTTCCTTGTTATTATCGGCGTGGTGTTAAGGGTAGGTAAAGTCGAAAAGGATTTCCCAACCGTCACACTTTTTACCTGTGTAACAATGGAGGTTTGTGTTTTTTTATTATTCTGATTCAGTTTCTGCCAGGTTTCAAAAAGTTTCGAAGGTGTTGAAAAATCTTTATTGACGTAATTGTTTCCAAACGTAAAATAGGAATTTTCTAAAGTTAATGTTTCAGAACAATAGGTAACATATTGCAAATGTCTTTTTTTCATATCTAATAATATAGATAAATAACTTGGTGTCCCTTTTAAAAACCAAATATGTGTGACCGGTGTTATTAATCTAATATAACCTAATTGATAACGACGTTTTACGGACCATGTATATTCAACATCACATACGGGACAATATTTGCGTATTTTATTTTTTAAAACACTATTATTTCTTTGTAATAATTCTGCTTCTTGTTTTTCTTTTTTTAAAACTACGACTTCGTTTTTTTCTGTGAGAGTAGTACTCCTTTCTACTACTTGAGGAAGCTTTGTCCCGTCTACCTTTCCCGTAGGTAAAGAACTAAAGGGAACAGTAGAAGGGTTAGCTTGTACATTAGAATTCCCTAATATTGGATTCGGTACAGTAGATAGCGTAGGTAAGGTTTCTACCAGATAGGAAACTGTTTTATCTATTTTTCCACAAGCACATTCAAAGTCTTTTAAAGGTCCAAAAATACGTTCACAAAATAAGCCACCTTTTTGAGGTTTAAATGTTTTATGGTGTAATGTATTAGCATTTAAAACTTCACCATATATTTTCCCATTAGGTAATGTTTTTTCGGCCCATTGTAAAATACGTAATGGTGAAGCTATTCCAATTGTAAGTAATTTAACTTCAGAAAGTTTTGAATAGGTTGTATATATTTTTTGATATGTTATTGTTTTTTTTTCATTTATAACTGCCGATATATAAGTATATATATATAATTTGTCTGTCAACCTTAAAATCCTTTTCCAATCTGTCAAGTGCTTCTTTCCTTTCCCGTTCTTTGGCCTGCCTTCTAAAAGCCAGGATGTCAGATGCCTTTGATCCGCGCCGTTATATGCCTTTGGCACGGTTTTCCCATGGTCCTTTCATTGCTGGGGGGCCCGTAAACGTAAGGCTGAAAGGCTCCCGTCCTCTGGGCGGTTCCGCTTCCTTCTTGGGGCATAGACGGTTCCGTGACTAAGGCCTATTGCATCTGAAAGCTCACCCGGTACTTTGACCCCAGCCCATACCTTTAAAAAGTGCTGGGGGCATTTATAAGAAAGCCTCGGGAACCCTTTCTTACCCAGGCGATCCTGCGTCTGTGGCAGCTCCGCCTGGGGACGCTCGGGGGCCCCCAGCCCCAAGTTGGGGCTGGGGGCCCCCCTCGTTGAAGCAGCCGGTCGGGGCGGAGCAACCGCCTTTAAGGTGCTCCGAAGAACCCCGAGCGGGCTCGTTGGCAGCCCCATAAGCAGCTCCGCCTGGGCCACTGACCGCCTGGGGGCGGGTCCTTTACGTGCCCCAAGACTAAGAGCGGCTCTTCCTATGTTTTTCCCATTAGAATTAACTAGAACTAAGTTATAGTTAATTCTAATGGGAAAAACATAGGAAAGGCCTGGTACCTTACAGTTGCTTGGGTTTTTCAGTCCCAAGCCAGTCTGGGCGGGACTTCCAACTTGGGACTGAAAGGACCAGACGTAGGGCTGCTTCGCTGCCGTAGACGAAAGCCCCGCCCATACTGGCTTGGGACGGAAAGGACCAGACGGAAGGCTGAAAGGCTGCCTAAGACTGAAAGCGGAGCGGGGGCACGGGGGCCCGGAGACTATAGCCCCGCCCAGAGGACGGACTTTCAGCCTAACGTATTGGGACGCAAAGGACCAGACGTAAGGCTGCTTCGCTGCCGGAGAGGAAAGCCCCTCACAGAGTGGCTGGGGGCCAATGAAAGGAGCAACGCCCATAGGACGGCAGCCTTTCAGCCTTACGTCAAAGGGCCCCCGAGCAATGAAAGGACCAGCCCCGCCCAGGCCTTCGTTTTTTAGGAAGCCAATAGACCCGGAAGACCCCATAGTTGGGGCAGGGTCTTTCTTATAAGTGCTGCACAAAACGTTGGGTACAACGGTAAAAAGGTGTTCCTCTGAATGGTATCTGAAAATAGCAGACTTAGAAGTAGAAGTAGAAGTAGAAGTAGAAGTAAGACTGCGCGAAAAAGATAAAAAGCAGCCCTGCCTCTGACATAACGAGGCTATTAAAAAAGCAATGCGGTCTCTAATTTTCTTAGAAAAAGGAAGCCGCATAAAACACGTATTTGACGGAACGTATTTCAATGTGTTTTTTTTAGAATTTTCAATTATATTAAAAGATTTTTTTATAAACATTTTTCTGTTAAATAATACAGTAGGTTTTACTTCTTTCTTATAAGTAAGTAAGTAAGCCAGTACCCTTCGGTAAGCCAGTACCCTTCGGTAAGTAAGTCTGCGAATAACTGCTGCATTCCAATTTCTGTCTCTCAAGTAAGCTTTGCAAAGCGACACAAAAACGAACGTACACTACGTGCTTTCCCCTTTATCCTATTTTAAGAGAACGAATAACACGCGGCGCTTACGTCCGCTTCCCTTATTTCTTTTCCCCTTTCTTCTCCTTTTTTTCGCTCTTCTTGAGGTACTCCTTATTCTAAAGCTTCTTTTTTTAGGTTCTTTCCATGGCCTGGCATAGAGAAGGTTCTTCAGTGGCTCTTATCCTTTGTTTCATAGGACCGCAAGAACCGGTGCTTCCCGTTTTCCCTATTCTAATTAACTATAACTTAATAAGTTATAGTTTATTATAATGGGCTGGTTTTTTTTCTCTGCTTGAATAAAGGCCCTTCTTCCTTAAACTTTAAATAGGGGGCTCTCCTTTAAAGCAGCCCGGTCTTCTGCTTAAAGGGGTTCTCGCACCGGTTCTTGCGTTTCTTGCAACCGGTTGCTCCGCCATTAAGAACCGGTGCGGAGCAACCGGTTGCTCTTCCTTTCCTCTACCCCTCCGGCCTCTACCACTTCGTTCCAGAGCACCGTAGGGAACCGGTGAGGTTCCTTTTCCCTTATAAGTTTAGCTAGACCCCTTCGGTCTAAACTTATAAGGGAAAAGGAACCTCACCGGTTCCCTACGGTGCTCTGGAACGAAGTGGTAGAGGCCGGAGGGGTAGAGGAAAGGAAGAACACCTTTAAGCTGCTTCTTAACTTAATAAGAGGTGGGCTGCTTCCTAGAGGAAAACCTCCCTTTTCGGCTCGTCCTTGTTTTTCTCCTACCCTTCGGTTCCTTTTCCCTTATAATTTTAGCTAGACCCCTTCGGTCTAAACTTATTTATAATGGGAAAAGGGTTCGCTGGCTCGGGGTTTGGGGGCCCCCAGCCCATACGTGGGGCTGGGGGCCCACGAGCCCCAGCCCCAAGTATGGGCTGGGGCTCGTGGGCCCCCAGCCCCACGTATGGGCTGGGGCCCCCCCCTACCACCCCCTATATGGCCTCCTTCGGCGGGCGGCCATATAGCAAGAACCGGCTGCTTCAGCGAGGGGACAGAATTAACTATAACTTAGTTCTAGTTAATTATAATGGGAAAACCCAAGGGTTCGATGGCCAACCCCCCCCTCTTCCTTGGAAATTCCCATTTAAATGAACTCTAACAAAGTTATAGTTCATTTAAAGGATCTTTCCCCTCGTAGGTCGGGGGCCCCAGCCCCAACTTGGGGCTGGGGCCCCCGAGCCGCAGAAGGGCGGCCTACGATCCCAAGGAGAGGCCTTCAGAAGGGCGTCCATCGAGCCCCTTCGATGGCCAGGGGGTGGTCGGGGGCCCCAGCCCATACTTGGGGCTGGGGCCCCCGAGCCATCGAACCCCCGGGTTCGAAGGCCACCCCCTCGATGGCCGGGGGCGGCCATCGAGCCCCGGCCAACGAGGGGTCGGGGGCCCCAGCCTTGGGGCGGGGGCCCCCGAGCCTCTCCTATGTTTTTCCCATTTAAACTAAGTCCAGCCTCTACCCCTCCGGGCTCGTAGGCCGCCCTTCTGCGGCCTACGAGGCAGAAGGCGAGTTTCCCTCTTACGCTTCGCTCCCTCCGGCTCTACTACTTCGTTCCCTCCGGCTCCGGCTTATAAATAAGTTTAGCTAGACCCCTTCGGTCTAAACTTATTTATAAGCCGGAGCCGGAGGGAACGAAGTGGTAGAGCCGGAGGGAGCGAAGCGTAAGAGGGAAAAGAAAGGGGCCAGGCTCCGGCTTCGGCTTGACCCCTTCGGTCTAAACTTAGTTTTAAACCGAAGGGGCTATATGGCCGCCCCCGGCCATCGAGGGGGGTGGAGAAAACATAGGGAGAGGGGAAAGCATCGGCTCCTTTAAAAGCCGAAGAGCAGCGAAATACAGCTAACCCCTTTCAGTGCAGAATAAGATAAGAAGCAGCCCTCCTTCGGACTGATAAGTAAGTATTTCCTCCTGCTGTTCTTCGCAGAAGAAAAGGGCTGCCAGACCGGGCCCCCTGAGTACGCAGAACAGCAGCAGAAATCCTTCTAGCCCTTCTTCCAAGAACTGCTCCTTTTAAGCAGAACTGCCGGGATTTCTTGAAGCGTTATAGAATAACCCCCTCCTTGCACCTTTCAGTCTTCTTCGGTGTTCTGAAGGGCCGTTCTGCTCCTCTCGAACCCCCTCTTATAAGCAGCTTAAAGGCAGAAGAAACCGCGGTTCTTGCAACCGGTTGCTCCGCAACGGTGCTCCGAAGGGCCTTTCTTCGAGAACTGCCCCTCGTAGAAGCAGGCTCGATGGCCCCTCGATGGCCGGGGTGGCCATCGAACCCGCCCGCCCCTCTTCCTATGTTTTCTCCCTTCCTCCCCTCTCTCTTTCTGCTGCCCTTCGGCTCCTACCCTCCGGTACGGCTACGGCTCCGGCTCCGGCTTAAAACTAAGTCCAGCTCCTACCCTCCGGCTTCGGTCTGACTAAAATTTTAAACCGAAGGGGCTCTTCCTTCGATGGCCACCCCCTCGATGGCCGCCCGCCGAAGGAGGCCATCGAGGGGGTGGCCATCGAAGGAGAGGCTCGGGGGTTGGGGGCCCCAGCCTTGGGGCTGGGGCCCCCGATCCCCAGCCCCCAGGCTGGGGCCCCCGACCGCCCCCGGGTTCGATGGCCGGGTTCGATGGCCCCCCCCCGGCCAGCGAGGGGCCATCGAGGGGACCGGGGTTGGAGAAAACATAGCCGGACCTTACCGGAGCCGTATCCGTAGCCGTAGGGAACGAAGTGGTCTACCCGGACCGGAGGGAAGGAGAGCCGGAGCCGGAGGGAACGAAGTGGTAGAGGGAAGGCCGGACCGGACCGAACCGGAGGGTAGGAGAGGAGAGCCGGACCGGACCGGAGGGAACGAAGTGGTAGAGGAGCCGGAGGGTAGAAGGAAGGAAGGGAGGGGAGAGCCGGACCGGACCGAACCGGACCGGAGGGAAGGAGAGGAGACGAAGTGGTAGAGGAGCCGTACCTGACCGGAGCCGGCCCGGAGGGTAGCCGGAGCCGTAGGGACCGAAGGGTAGCAGAGCGTAAGAGCCGGAGCCGTAGCCGTACCGGACCGGACCGAAGGGAACGAAGTGGTAGAGGAGAGGCCGCCGTAGGGGAAAGGGTAGCAGAGCTAGAGAGGGCGAAAAGAGAGAGGGGAGGTAAGGAACCGGAGCCGTAGCCGGACCGAAGCCGAAGCCGTACCGGAGGGAGCGAAGCGTAAGAGGCCGAAGGGTAGCAGAGCGTAAGAGGCCGAAGGGTAGCAGAGCGTAAGAGCCGGACCGGACCGGAGCCGTAGGGAACGAAGTGGTAGAGGGGAGAGGAGAGTAGGGGAGAGCCGGAGGGTAGAAGGAACCGGAGCCGTAGCCGTACCGGAGGGTAGAGGCCGCCGTAGGGGAAAGGGTAGCAGAGCGTAAGAGCCGGAGCCGTAGCCGTAGGGAAGGAGGGAGGGAGGGGAGCCGTAGCCGGAGGGGCGGTAGGAGGCCGTAGGTAGAGCCGGACCGGACCGGAGCCGTAGGGACCGGAGGGAAAGAGCCGGACCGGAGGGAACGAAGTGGTAGAGGAGCCGGACCGAAGGGTAGCCGGAGCCGTACCGGACCGGACCGAAGGGTAGGAGAGAGGCTCGGGGGCCCCAGCCCCAAGGCTGGGGCCCCCGACCGCCGTAGGGGAAAGGGTAGCAGAGCGTAAGAGGACGAAGTGGTAGAGGGAAGGAAGGGAGGAGGAGAGCCGGACCGGACCGGAGCCGGACCGGAGGGTAGCCGGACCGAAGGGTAGCACCCGCCGGTTGCTCCGCCCCTTCTTCCTATGTTTTTCCCCTTAAACCTAAGTATAGACCGAAGGGGTCTAGCTATACTTAGTTTTAATGGGAAAAACATAGGAGAGGCCAGCAGAAGGGGTGGCCACCCCCGGAGCCGTACCGGACCGGAGGGTAGCCGGAGCCGGAGGGAACGAAGTGGTAGAGGGAAGGGAGACGAAGTGGTAGAGGGAAGGAACCGGAGCCGTAGCCGTAGGGAGCGAAGCGTAAGAGGGGAGGGAGCCGTAGGGTAGAGCCGGACCGGACCGAACCGGAGGGTAGCCGGAGCCGTACCGGACCGGAGGGACCGAAGGGTAGCAGAAAGAGAGAGGCCGAAGGGTAGCTCTGTCGGCCGAAGGGTAGCAGAAAGAGAGAGGGAAGGGAGAGCCGGACCGGACCGGAGGGAGGGAGAGCCGGACCGGACCGAACCGGACCGAAGGAGAGGACCGTAGGGTAGAGCCGGAGCCGTAGGGACCGGAGGGAAGAGGGAAGGGAGAGACGGAGGGTAGAAGGCCGGAGGGTAGAAGGCCGGACCGGACCGAACCGGAGGGTAGCACCCGCCGGTTGATCCGCCCCTGGCCCCTCGCTGGCCGGGGCTCGATGGCCGCCCGCCGAAGGAGGCCATCGAGGGGGTGGCCATCGAACCCAGCAGAAGGGGTGGCCACCCCCGGAGCCGTAGGGACCGGAGGGAAAGAGGGAAGGGAACGAAGTGGTAGAGGGAGCCGGACCGGACCGGAGGGAAGGAGAGCCGGAGCCGGAGGGAACGAAGTGGTAGAGGGAAGGCCGGAGGGTAGAAGGCCGGAGGGTAGAAGGAAGGGCCGCAGAAGGGCTCGATGGCCGCCCCTTATGCGAAGCAGCCATATAGGGGTGGTCGGGGGGCCCAGCCCATACTTGGGGCTGGGGGCCCCCGAGCCCCAGCCTTGGGGTTGGGGGCCCCTGCACCAACTTGGGGCAGGGGCCCCCGAGCCCCCGAGCCATCGAACCCGAAGGAGGCCATCGAGGGGGAAGAACCCTAGGGTTTTCCCTTCCTTGGTTTTTCCCATTATAAATAAGTTTAGCTAGACCCCTTCGGTCTAAACTTATTTATAATGGGAAAAACCAAGGAAGGGAAAACCCTAGGGTTCGTAGGCCACCCCGGCCCTTCCTTCGTTCTACCCTCCGGCCTCCTACCCTACGGCTTCGGTCCGGCTCCTCTACCACTTCGTTCCCTCCGGTCCGGCTCTCCTCTCCTTCCCTCCGGTCCGGTCCGGCTATGTTTTCCTCTTACGCTCTGCTACCCTTCGGTCCCTCCGGCTTAAAACTAAGTTTAGCTAGACCCCTTCTAGTCTAAACTTAGTTTTAAGCCGGAGGGACCGAAGGGTAGCAGAGCGTAAGAGGAAAAACAAGGGTTCGATGGCTCGGGGGCTCGGGGGCCCCTGCCCCAAGTTGGGGCAGGGGCCCCCAACCCCAAGGCTGGGGCTCGGGGGCCCCCAGCCACAAGTATGGGCTGGGCCCCCCGACCACCCCTATATGGCCTCCTTCGGCGGGCGGCCATATAGCAAGAAACGGTCGGGGGCCCCAGCCCATACTTGGGGCTGGGGCCCCCGAGCCCTTCCTTCCTTCTCTCTCTTCTACCCTCCGGCTACCCTCCGGTCCGGTCCGGCTCTCCCTTCTACCCTCCGGCTACCCTCCGGTCCGGTCCGGCTCTCCTCTCCTACCCTCCGGTCCGGTCCGGCTATGTTTTCCTCTTACGCTCTGCTACCCTTCGGTCCCTCCGGCTTAAACCGAAGTTTAGCTAGACCCCTTCGGTCTAAACTTAGTTTTAAGCCGGAGGGACCGAAGGGTAGCAGAGCGTAAGAGGAAAACATAGGAAGAGGGGAAGAGGGGAAAGCCCCTTATAAGTTAGTATAACTTAGTTATAGTTAATTATAATAGGAAAAATTCTGGCTTTCCATTGTTTCCTACATTAATAAACAATATTTATTAATATAGTGTATTAATGTAGGAACGGAAAGCCCTTACAGTTACTTAAGTATTATAACTAATTAGATTTAAATATAATTAGTTATAATACTTAAGTAACTGTAAGGACAGCCGGTTTCGCAGACGAACCCCTTCCCTTTCAGTCATCTTATAAGTCTACGAGCCCTTCTGCTACGGTCTTCTAGCAGAAGGGCCTTGCCTTTATTTTTACTCTACTGCTGGTTTCCGAAGAACTGCTAGAAGTAGTAACCTATAAATAAAACAGCGTATATAGAGTACGCAAATTTTAAACTGTATTGATGTTTTTTAGAATTTTCTAAAAAAAAAGAATGTCTTTTCTATTATATTTTATATAAACATCCGCTTTTTTTATTTTGTATATACTATAATAGTATATTATAAAAATAATAAACTCTAAAAATATTCTTATTAAGTTATAAAAAATTATAAGTTTTCATCAGGCTGCGAGACCGTAAGTTCTTCTTATCTACCCTTAAGCAACTTATTATATACTCGTTATGCCTACGTTTTACGAAAGCTATCAGAAAACCAACCATTTTAAGTTGCTTAACCAGTCTATAGTTCTTTTTTCCTATGGGGAAAATAAAGAAAGAACAGCTCTTCTTTTCTTGATGGCTGAACCTGTTCTTCCCCGACTCTTAACTTACTTACTCTCTTACTCTCTTACTCTCTTACTCTCTTACTCTCTTACTAGCTTACCGTAGGGTACTCTCTTACTCTCTTACTTACTTAGCGAAGCGTACTGGGCCACTACCCTTCGGTTAGCGAAGCGTCCTGGCCCACTACCCTTCGGTTACTTAGCGAAGCGTACTGGCTTACTCTCTTACTCTCTTACTTAGCGAAGCGTACTGGCCCACTACCCTTCGGTTACGTAGCGAAGCGGTTCCTCCGCTTTCCCTCCGGTTTCCCGTTAAAATTTACTATAACCAGGTTTTAGTTAATTTTAACGGGAAACCGGAGGGAAAGCTGAGGACGGCCCACTACCCTTCGGTTACTTAGCGAAGCGTACTGGCCCACTACCCTTCGGTTAGCGAAGCGTACTGGCTTAGCGTAGCGTTTCCCCTCGATGGCCGGGGCTCGATGGCCGCCCCTTCTGCGGCCATCGAGGGGGTGGAGAACCGGAGGGAAAGCGGAGGACGGCCCACTACCCTTCGGTTACTTAGCGAAGCGTTTCCTTGGTTTTTCCTCGGGGGCCCCTAGCCCCAAGTTGGGGCTAGGGGCCCCCAACCATTAAAATTAACTATAACCAGGTTATAGTTAATTTTAATGGGAAACCGGAGGGAAAGCGGAGGACGGCCCACTACCCTTCGGTTACTTACTTACTTACTTAGCGAAGCGGACTGGCCCACTACCCTTCGGTTACTTAGCGAAGCGTACTGGCTTAGCGAAGCGTTTCCTTGGTTTTTCCTATTAAAATTAACTATAACCTGGTTCTAGTTAATTTTAATGGGAAAAACCAAGGACGGCCCACTACCCTTCGGTTACTTACTTAGCGAAGCGGACTGGCCCACTACCCTTCGGTTAGCGAAGCGTACTGGCTTAGCGAAGCGGACTGGCCCACTACCCTTCGGTTACTTAGCGAAGCGTTTCCTTGGTTTTTCCCATTAAAATTAACTATAACCAGGTTATAGTTAATTTTAATGGGAAAAACCAAGGACGGCCCACTACCCTTCGGTTACTTACTTACTTAGCGAAGCGGACTGGCTTACTTACTTACTTACTTACTTACTTACTTATAAGTGTTTTTCTAAGATTCTCTATAAGGCTATCCTTTTTGACTTACTTATAAGTAGAACAGCCTGCTTCTTTCAGATACCTCCCCAGTTTTTCTGCAGGAACTTAGAAGTGAACACTTAGAATTTTTCTCTTATATAAGTTTTTTGTTCTTTTTACCTTTGGGGCGGGGGCTCGTAGGCCGCTCGGGGGCCCCAGCCCCAAGGCCCCCGACCCCTTCTGCGGCCTACGAGGTGTTTCTTCTTTCCCCTCGCTGGCCGGGGCTCGATGGCCGCCCCTTCTGCGAAGCAGCCATCGAGGGGGTGGCCAGCGAACCCTTTTCCCATTATATATAAGTTTAGACCGAAGGGGTCTAGCTAAACTTATATATAAAGGGAAAAACCAAGGAAAGGCCACCCCTCGATGGCTGCTTCGCAGAAGGGGCGGCCATCGAGCCCCCGGCCTCCTTACCCGGGCGGCCATCGAGCCCCTTTAAGCCTTTCCTTGGTTTTTTCCCATTATAAATAAGTTTAGCTAGACCCCTTCGGTCTAAACTTATTTATAATGGGAAAAGGGTTCGATGGCCATTCCCTCGTTGGCCGCAGAAGGGGCGGCCAACGAGCCCCTACCCTACGGCTCTCTCTATGTTTTTCGGCCCCTAGCCCCAAGTTGGGGCTTTCCTTGGTTTTTCCCCTTAAACCTAAGTATAGTCTGACTATACTTAGGTTTAAGGGGAAAAACCAAGGAAAGCCCCAACTTGGGGCTAGGGGCTTGGGGGCCCCTGCCCCAAGTTGGGGCTAGGGGCCCCCGACCCCAACCCTTAAACCTAAGTATAGACCGAAGGGGTCTAGCTAAACTTAGTTTTAAACCGAAGGGGTGGAGAAAACCTAGGAGAGGCCTGCTTGGAAGAAGGGCGGCCATCGAGCCCTTCCTTGGTTTTTCCCATTAAAATGAACTATAACTAAGTTATAGTTCATTTTAATGGGAAAAACCAAGGAAGGGCTCGATGGTAGGGGGCCCCAGCCCCAACTTGGGGCTGGGGCCCCCGAGCGGCCATCGAGACCCGGCCATCGAGGGGAAGAGGGTAAAGCCGCTTCTATAAACTCTTTTTGTTTCCTACATTAATCAACTTACTTATAAGTAAGTTGATTAATGTAGGAAACAAAAAGAGTGCTCCGTTTTCTTTTTAGAAATAAACTTAATAAGAAAACTTCCTGGTCTGCATTTCCTATACTTACTATATGAATTAATATAGTAAGTATAGGAAATTTCAGACAGACTCGGTCTCTTTTAAGTTTCGTATTATAAGTAACTATAAGCTAGTAAGTATAGTTAATTATAATACGAAACTAAAAAGCGACGCGGGAACCCGCTGCAAGAACCCAAGGCTGAAAGTTATACGACTTACTTGTAAGTGGTCAGCTTTTATAAGTAAGTTAAGTCTTGGGGCTCTAGGTCTTATAAGTAAGTAAGACCCCTCCTTGCGGTATTCAGTCCGGGGTCTTACTTATAAGACCTAGAGCCCCCCCGGACTGTAAACCGCAAAGAGAGGTCTTACTTACTTATAAGACCTAGAGCCCGCCTTAAAAAGTAGGACTGAAAACCGCAAGGAGGGGTCTTACTTACTTATAAGACCTAGAGCCCGCCTTTAAAAGTAGGATTGAAAACCGCAAGGAGGGGTTTTACTTACTTACTTACTTATAAGACCTAGAGACCGCCTTTAAAAGGAGGACTGAAAAACGCAAGGAGGGGCCCAGAACCCCCGAGCCCAGGCCTTTCTTGTCTTTTCTTTTTTAAGTCACTGAATGGCCCGCAGTGTTAAATTTTTTTAGTTAAAAGGGAAAAACCCTTTAATATTATCACATCTGGAAAAGTAAAAAAAAAGGGTAAAACGAATAAGGAAAACCCGCAATATTAACTAATAGTTACATTTAATAAAAAAAATAAATATACAAAAAATACGAGTTGGTTTTAAAAATGTTCAGAGTTATATTATTAAACCTTACGTGTTTGACTTAATACAGGTTTATTTATATAATTTAAAGGAAGTTTGGGATACCATTCCCTTTCAAAATTTATATAGTATTATACATCCTAGACTGACTCTACTAATAAGATAAGTAGTTCCCGTCTCTTTTTTACCTGGCCCTCTCGGATATTTTGTACCAAAGGCGGTTTCAACGTTGAACGCGCGTCGTCTTTTCACTACGGGGGGGGCATCCGATGTTTTACGTGGTCTTATAAGATAAGAGGAATTATTTAAGAATAGCTATTATACTTACTTTCTTTTAAGTAAGTTAAGTGCTGTTGGTTTTCTTTCCCCTCTTGGCTAAAGCTGAACGTAGTTCAGCCAAGAGCACCGTTCAGCTTATTTCCATATTACCAAAGGGAAAAAATCTATAAATAAGCTGAAGGGCTCTGCCTGGCCCATACTTGTTTTAGGGGTTCTTATTTTGGTTAGGGGCTCGTAGGCCCCCCCCCCTCCCGCAGGGAACCAGGAGGAAGACCTTTCAGTCGGTTCCTAATATGTCTTATTAGACCCCTCCCGCAGCAGGAGGAAGACTTTTCATTCCGGGGACTGAAAGTGAAGGGTCCGTTCCGACATTAATAAAATATATTTATTAATATAGTCTATTAATGTAGGAACGCAAGGTAAACCGGTTCTTAAAGGCGGTTCTTGCAACTTTAAGGCGGTTTCCTTTTAAAGAAGAACAGCTGGTTCTCCGGTTCTTACCGGTAAACCTGCAAGAACCGGAGAACCAGCTGTTCTTCTTTAAAGGAAACCGCCTTAAAGTTGCAAGAACCGCCGATGCTTGGAGGGTGGCTGCTTCTGCTGCTGCGAAGGAGAACACTTTAAGGCGTTCCTGCAGCCGTTTTTCTTCTTTAAGGCGGTTCTTGCAAAAACCTGCAAGAACCGCCTTAAAGAAGAAAAACGGTCTTCTTGTGCGTCCCCTCGTAGGCCGCCCCGGCCTACGAGGGGAAAGAAGAACACCGGTCGGTGCGGAGCAACCGGTCGGTTCTTGAAGAACACCCTTTCCTATTCTAATTAACTAGAACTTAATAAGTTATAGTTAATTAGAATAGGAAAACTTCTCCTTTTGTTTCATAGCCGAAGAGCAGGCCTTCTTCCCCTCGTAGGCTTAATGGGCTGTCCTTTTCCCATTATAATTAACTATAACTTAGTTATAGTTAATTATAATGGTCGGGGGTCGGGGGCCCCTAGCCCCAACTTGGGGCAGGGGCCCCCAAGCCCGTCCTTGGTTTTTCCCCTTAAACCTAAGTATAGTCTGACTATACTTAGGTTTAAGGGGAAAAACCAAGGAAAGCCCCAACTTGGGGCTAGGGGCCCCCGAGGAAAAACCAAGGAAGAGCAAGAACTGCTTAGAACTCCTTCTAGGGGTTCTTCTCTTCCTCCGCTTTCCCCTCGTAGGCCGGGGTGGCCTACGAACCCCTCCTTTAAAAGAGGAATTTTTACCATTATAAATAAGTTTAGCTAGACCCCTTCGGTCTAAACTTATTTATAATGGTAAAAATTCTCCCCCTCGTAGAAGCAGGCTCGATGGCCGCCCCCGGCCATCGAGGGGGCGGCCTACGAGCCCGGGGGACCCCTCGTAGAAGCAGGCTCTTCCTTGGTTTTTCCCCTTAAAACTAAGTATAGTCTGACTATACTTAGTTTTAAGGGGAAAAACCAAGGAGAGGCCGCTCGGGGGGGGGCCCCAGCCCATACTTGGGGCTGGGGCCCCCGAGCCCCAGCCCCAAGTATGGGCTGGGGCCCCCGACCCCTTCTGCGAAGCAGCCTCAGAGCACCGTAGGGAACCGGAGGGCTCGATGGCCGCCCCTTCTGCGAAGCAGCCCTTCCTTCCTCCCTCCTCCCCTACGGCTACGGCTCCGGCCTTCCTCCTTCCCTCCGGCTCCGGCCTTCTACCCTCCGGCTCTCCCTTCTACCCTCCGGCTACCCTCCGGTCCGGTCCGGTTCGGTAAGGTCCGGCTATGTTTTCTCCACCCCTCCGGTTTAAAACTAAGTTTAGACCGAAGGGGTCTAGCTAAACTTAGTTTTAAACCGGAGGGGTGGAGAAAACATAGGAAGAGGGGGTGCCCCTCACTAACTGCGCCTTTAAAAGGAGGGGCAGTTCTTGAGGGGCTCAGCTAACCCTTTCAGTGCAGCAGAAGAACCCCCTTATTAGGGCTTTAAGGAAGAAGGGCGGCCTACTCTTAATAAATAAAATAAATAAGAGTTCAGAGCACCGTAGGGAATCGGCGCCCCTATCGGGAATTTAAGGATAGACGAAGGGCTTCTGCTACTCTTAAAAACAAAACATAAGAGGGGCCCCTCTTATTAAGCATTTAAAAATATAAGAAGGGCCGTTCTAGAAGAGGAACTCGAAGCATGTAAAAATGAAGGGCGGTCGGGGGCCCCAGCCCCTACTATGGGCTGGGGCTCGGGGGCCCCAGCCCATAGTATGGGCTGGGGCCCCCCCGAGCCTTTCTTCTGTCCTGCCCCTCGTAGGCCGCAGAAGGGCGGCCTACGAGGGGCAGGACAGAAGAAACCCCTCTTATTAGGACTTAATGGGGCTCCCTTTCCTTTAAGAGGGAGGGCGCCACTTAAGGCCTACGAGCCCTTCTGCTGCAAGAACTCCTTCGGCTCTTTCCTTTCATTAAGGCGGGTTCGTTCTGCTGCTGTTCGGGGGAAAAGGCAGGGGGGTTCTTATGTTTTTAAGAGTAGGCTCGGGGGCCCCAGCCCATAGTATGGGCTGGGGTTGGGGGCCCCTGCCCCAACTTGGGGCAGGGGCCCCCGAGCCCCCCGACCGCCCTTCTTCCCGGCAGAGAGGGGCCTCCTTTAAAAAGAGCAGGTTTTTCCTCTTTGCCCCTTTGTCCTGTTCTTCGGCTATGAAACAAAAAATGAAGGCGGATGCCGGAATAGCCAGCCTTTAAAAGGAGAGGAGTTTTTACCATTATAAATAAGTTTAGTTAGACCCCTCGTAGAAGCAGCCTCCAAGCACCGGCGGGTTCGATGGCCACCCCTTCTGCTGGCCATCGAAGGGGCGGTCGGGGGGCTCGGGGGCCCCTGCCCCAAGTTGGGGCAGGGGCCCCCAACCCCAGCCCATACTATGGGCTGGGGTTGGGGGCCCCTGCCCCAACTTGGGGCAGGGGCCCCCGAGCCCCCCGAGCCTCTCCTTGGAAATTCCCATTTAAATGAACTATAACTTTGTTATAGTTCATTTAAATGGGAATTTCCAAGGAAGAGCCCGAAGGATCCACCTTCTTTGTCCTAATAAGTTTTTCCCATCATAATTAACTATAACTAAGTTATAGTTAATTATGATGGGAAAAAACAAGCACCTTATATTTTTATAATAGTAAAAATTCCTTTCCCTTCCCCTCGTAGAAGCAGGCTCAATGGCCGCCCTTATTCTGGGTTCGATGGCTCGGGGGCCCCAGCCCCAAGGCCCCCGACCACCCCGGCCATCGAGGGGCCCGGGGGCTCGATGGCCGACCCCGGCCATCGAGGGGGTGGTCGGGGGCCTTGGGGCTGGGGCCCCCGAGCCTACGAACCCTTGTTTTTTCCCATAATAAGTTTAGTTAGACTAAACTTATTATGGGAAAAAACAAGGAAGGGAAAAACCTAGGGTTCGATGGCCACCCCTATATGGCCGGAAGAAGGGCGGCCATCGAGCCCCGGCCCTTCCTTCCCTCTTTCCCTCCGGTCCCTACGGCTCCGGCTGTCCCCTCCCTCCCTTCTACCCTCCGGCTACCCTCCGGTACGGCTACGGCTCCGGCTCTTACGCTCTGCTACCCTTCGGCCTCTTACGCTCTGCTACCCTTCGGCCTCTTACGCTCTGCTACCCTTCGGTCCCTCCGGTCCGGTACGGCTACGGCTTCGGTAAGGTCCGGCTATGTTTTCCTCTTACGCTCTGCTACCCTTCGGCCTCCCTCCTACCCTACGGCTCCGGTTCCCTCTACCACTTCGTTCCCTACGGCTCCGGCTACCCTTCGGTCCGGTCCGGCTTAAAACTAAGTTTAGACTGAAGGGGTCTATCTAAACTTAGGTTTAACGGGAAAAACATAGGAAGAGGGGGAAAGCCCCCTTATTATTTTAGTTCTACTAAACTTATAAGGTTGCTCCTATGAAGGAGCACCCTTTTTTCATAGCGGAAGTTGCTTCTTCCCTAATATAATAAACTATAACTTAGTTATAGTTTATTAGAATAGACCCTACCCGCCCTTCGGTCCTTTCTTCAAAAACTTGGTGCTCCTTAAAAAAAGGAAAAGCAGTTCTTGAAGGGGAGAATCTCCGAAGGGGTCCCCAGACAAGGCAGGGGTTCTTATGTTTTTAAGAGAAGGCTCGGGGGGCCCCAGCCCATACTAGGGGCTGGGGCCCCCGAGCCCCAGCCCCAAGTATGGGCTGGGGTTGGGGGCCCCTGCCCCAACTTGGGGCAGGGGCCCCCGAGCCCCCGACCGCCCTTCAAGAACTCCCTTTCGAGTTCTTATTTGTTAAGAGTAGGCTCGGGGGCCCCAGCCCATAGTATGGGCTGGGGCCCCCGACCGCCCTTTAAAGGGTTCTTGGAAACCGGGTGGTTCCCCCCGGCGGAAGGAAGGCAATTCCAGTTCTTATTTGTTTGTTTGCTTAGAGTAGGCGGTCGGGGTCCCAGCCCATACTATGGGCTGGGGCCCCCGAGCCCTTCTTCCTTAAAGCCCTTAGAAGAGGGGGCTCTGGGAACAAGCAGAAGAACCCCTTCTAGGGGTCAAAAAAAGGAGGTTTCCCGAAGGGTACTAGAAGGTTAAGCCCATTATAACTTACTCTCTTACTTACTTAGCGAAGCGGACTGGCCCACTATCCTTCGGTTACTTAGCGAAGCGGACTGGCCCACTACCCTTCGGTTAGCGAAGCGGACTGGCCCACTACCCTTCGGTTACTTAGCGAAGCGGTTCCTTTCTCCACCCCTTCGGTTTAAAATTAACTATAACCAGGTTATAGTTAATTTTAAACCGAAGGGGTGGAGAAAGGACGGCCCACTACCCTACGGTTAGCGAAGCGTACTGGCTTACTCTCTTACTCTCTTACTTACTCTCTTACTTACTCTCTTACTTACTCTCTTACTTACTTACTTAGCGAAGCGTACTGGCCCACTACCCTTCGGTTACTTAGCGAAGCGTACTGGCTTAGCGAAGCGTTTCCCCTCGATGGCCGGGGCTCGATGGCCGCCCCCGGCCTCTCCTATGTTTTTCCCCTTAAAACTAAGTATAGTCAGACTATACTTAGGTTTAAGGGGAAAAACATAGGAAGAGGGGGTGGCCACCCTTGGTTTTTCGGCCCCTAGCCCCAAGTTGGGGCTAGGGGCCCCCGACCATTTAAAATTAACTATAACCTGGTTATAGTTAATTTTAAATGGTCGGGGGCCCCTAGCCCCAACTTGGGGCTAGGGGCCGAAAAACCAAGGACGGCCCACTACCCTTCGGTTACTTAGCGAAGCGTACTGGCTTAGCGAAGCGTTTCCTTTCTCCACCCCTTCGGTTTTAAATTAACTATAACCTGGTTATAGTTAATTTAAAACCGAAGGGGTGGAGAACCGGAGGGAAAGCGGAGGACGGCCCACTACCCTTCGGTTACTTAGCGAAGCGGACTGGCCCACTACCCTTCGGTTACTTAGCGAAGCGGACTGGCCCACTACCCTTCGGTTACTTAGCGAAGCGTACTGGCCCACTACCCTTCGGTTAGCGAAGCGGACTGGCCCACTACCCTTCGGTTACTTACTTACTTAGCGAAGCGGACTGGCTTACTTACTTATAAGAATATAATTAGTTATTATAGGAAAAACACCGGTCCTCCGTTTTATTAATAAGTTTAGGATAACTTAATAAGAAAACGGAGCACTGGGCGGCGAAGCAGCCGGTGCGGAGCAACCGGTTGCTCCGCACCGTTTTTATTCTTGCGTTTTTTGCAGCTGCTTCGCCTTAAAACTTAAAGTTGCTCCTTAAAAAGAACACCGTGCTGCTTTCCTTGGTTTTTCCTCGGGGGCCCCTAGCCCCAAGTTGGGGCTAGGGGCCCCCGACCATTATAATTAACTATAACTTAGTTTTAGTTAATTATAATGGTCGGGGGCCCCTAGCCCCAACTTGGGGCTAGGGGCCCCCGAGGAAAAACCAAGGAAGAGCAAACGGTTGCTCCGCACCGGCTGCTGAGCCTTTAAAAGAGGAATCTTTCCCATTATAAATAAGTTTAGTTATACCCCTCTTCCTATGGTTTTCCCATTATAATTAACTATAACTAAGTTATAGTTAATTATAATGGGAAAACCATAGGAAAGGCTTAAAGGGGCTATATGGCCGCCCCTTCTGCGAAGCAGCCCTTCCTTCTACCCTCCGTCTCTCCTCTACTCTACGGTCCCTTCTTCCCTCCGGTCGGGGGCCCCCAGCCCCAACTTGGGGCTGGGGGCCCCCGAGCTCCGGTTCGGTTCGGTCCGGCTTGGTTTTTCCATTTATAAATAAGTTTAGACCGAAGGGGTCTAGCTAAACTTATTTATAAATGGAAAAACCTACAGAGAGGGGAGGGGGCCTTTCCTTGGTTTTTCCCATTATAATTAACTATAACCTACTAAGTTATAGTTAATTATAATGGGAAAAACCAAGGAAGAGCCCGAAGGATCTTTCCCCTCGATGGCTCGGGGGCCCCAGCCCCAAGTATGGGCTGGGGCCCCCGACCCCTCGCTGAAGCAGCCGGGGTGGCCATATAGGGGCCGTTCCTATGTTTTTCCCATTATAATTAACTATAACTAAGTTATAGTTAATTATAATGGGAAAAACATAGGAAGAGGGGACGGACTTATTTATAATGGTAAAAATTCTCCCTTTTTAAGGACTGCTGCTTGGTTTTCCTCTACCCCTCCGGCTCCTACCCTCCGGTTCGGTTCCTTTTCCCATTATAAATAAGTTTAGACCGAAGGGGTCTAGCTAAACTTATTTATAATGGGAAAAGGAACCGAACCGGAGGGTAGGAGCCGGAGGGGTAGAGGAAAGGAAGCACAAGAAGACCGGTTTACATCGCCCTTCAGTCAGCAGTTCTTCGCAGCAGGGCTGCTGCTGGCAGAAGACCTTTCAGTGGCCCCTAGACTGCAAAGGGCTGCAGGAATCGCTGCCTTCTTCCGGAGTCTTACTTACTTATAAGTGACCTTTCAGTCTAGGGACCCCTAGCCCGCCCCGTATCCTTTCAGGCCAAACCAAGGGTTGTTTGGAGCACCCTTAGAAGTCTAACTAAGTTATATTTGTAAGGGGTAAACCGGTCTTCTTGTGCGGAGCAACCGCTCGGGGCGGAGCAACCGGTCGGGGCGGAGCAACCGCCGGGTGGGGCTTCGCACCCCCGAGCGGTTGCTCCGCACAAGAAGACCGGTTTACCCCTTATAAGTTTAGTCTAAGTAAAATTATTTAGAATGGGTGCTCTTTTAAGAGGGGTCGCAGCAGTTCGAACCACCAGAAGGTTTCTTATTAAGTTTATTTAAAAGAAACTTAATAAGAAACCTCGACTGAAAGATCTGAAAGGATCTTTAAAAGGGACTGTAAGGTCTTAGGGAAACTTGAAACTTTAAGTCTTCCCCTATCAGTGGTTATTGCGGTGGGATGAATGAAAGGGTCCAGGGTGTTCCTGCCCCCTAGGGCAACGGCACCGAAGGGAGTAGAACCCGGTTTCGTATGATAATTAAATAGAATTATCATACGAAACAAAACCCCCTGGCCCCTACCCTTTCAATCCCCGCCAGCTGCGGGATGCTCGCCCGTCTCTGTAGGGGTAGGCAGCAGCCTTACCTAGTCCCTCCTTTCTGTCACCGTTTTTCTTATAAATAGGTATACTTATAAGTAAGTAAGCCAGTCCGCTTCGCTAAGTAACCGAAGGGTAGTGGGCCAGTCCGCTTCGCTAACCGAAGGGTAGTGGGCCAGTACGCTTCGCTAAGTAACCGAAGGGTAGTGGGCCGTCCTTGGTTTTTCGGCCCCTAGCCCCAAGTTGTGGCTAGGGGCCCCCGACCATTTAAAATTAACTATAACCAGGTTATAGTTAATTTTAAATGGTCGGGGGCCCCTAGCCCCAACTTGGGGCTAGGGGCCGAAAAACCAAGGGTGGCCACCCCCTCTTCCTATGTTTTTCCCCTTAAACCTAAGTATAGTCTGACTATACTTAGTTTTAAGGGGAAAAACATAGGAGAGGCCGGGGGCGGCCATCGAGCCCCGGCCATCGAGGGGAAACGCTTCGCTAAGTAAGTAAGAGAGTAAGAAAAAAGGAAAAAAGCGAAGAACAGCCAGTGCTTAAAGGGAAACCGGTCTTCTTGTGCGGAGCAACCGGTCGGGGCGGAGCACCCGGCGGGTGCTCCGCCCCGACCGGTTGCTCCGCACAAGAAGACCAGTTTCCCTTTAAGCACGGCTTAATCTTTCCCTTCCTTACGCCTACGAAAACAAGATAAGAAAAGAAGGGAAGGGCTTTCGGTTAGTCCTATTAAAAAAAAAAAGAGCGGTTCATAGGAAAGGACTGTTTTTTACATTTTTACAGAACATGTAACCTTCTAGACTTACTTTCTTTTTTTTCTATCGGAAAAATATAAAATGTTTAACTATTAAAATAATTAATAAATAAAAACTTACTTACTTTAAGAATGGCTAAAAAAAGTTTAATACAACGTGAATTAAAAAGACAACGTTTAGTTATGAAATATGCAATAAAACGTGACATTTTAAAAAAAGCAATAAAAGAAACAACGCTTTTAAAAGATAAATTAGCATTACATAGAAAGTTACAACAGTTACCCCGTAATAGTGCTTCTGTAAGATTACATAATCGTTGTTTAGTAACTGGACGTCCCAAAGGTTATTATAGAGATTTTGGTTTATCACGTCATGTTTTACGTGAAATGGCACATCAAGGTTTATTACCAGGTGTTCAAAAATCAAGTTGGTAAGAATTTCAAAAAAAATTTTATTTAAATAAAAAAATTTATGTATTAAAGTTTTTTAATACTGATACGTATTAATTTTTGTTAATACAGTCCTACCCTTTTTATAAATAAAAGAAGGTGTTCCGAAGGAGAGTTAACTCTTGATACGTATATTAGGCAGAAAAGCAGCAATTCTTATTATTATTCCTATGCTATTACGTAACCTATTTAGTTTTCTTTCCTCCTATTAGGGAAGCAATGGGCTAGGGGGGGCCCCAGCCCATACTATGGGCTGGGGCTCGGGGGCCCCAGCCCATAGTATGGGCTGGGGCCCCCCCCCGACCCCTTATTTTTTAGCGTTGGAAAACTCTAAAAAGAAGGGTTACCTTTTACCTGCGGAGGAACACTTTTTCCCCTAGTAAGAAGTAAGAAGAAACGAGCATTTTGCCTGGCAAAAAGCTGCACTACTAAGTTCAGTGTTCAGCCAAAAGGCAAGGGCTGCCCCCTGCTTCTTTTTTACGCAACTACGTTGCTCAATGAAGCAGCACGTATTCTCCAGCTACAGGGCTGCTTCTCTGTACAGCGGGAACCAGCAGCTCTTCCTGTGGGCTCGTGGCATGTGTAGCAGGCCCTTCTGCCTCTTATTAAGAAGCAGCCGGGTTCTTGCCGTTTTCCGTAGGTCCACACCGGGCAGAGAGTAACGGCCGTTCGAGAAGAACCCCCCGGATCCTTTCAGTCCTTTCAGCCCGGATCCTTCCTTTAAGTCCTTTCAGTCTGCGCAAAGCGCTGAACTGAAAGTAAAAGGGGCGCCGATGCTTGGAGGATCCTTTCAGTTTTTTCAGTGCCCCTAGACTGAAAGGAGTTCTCCCGTCTGCTACGCCGCCGGCATCAATCCTTCTAGGAAGACCTTTCAGTCTGCTTCGCCGAGGGACTGAAAGTTTAAAGTCCCCGTATCCTTACTTCCCGAAGGGTATTCCAGAAGGGGCTCCTTTTTAAGGCGGGCTCTTCCTATGTTTTCTCCTACCCTGAGGTTCCTTTTCCCATTATAAATAAGTACAGTCTCCTTTCCCCTCTCTCCTTCCCTCCGGCTTGTTTTTTCCTCGGGGGCCCCTAGCCCCAACTTGGGGCTAGGGGCCCCCGAGGAAAAAACAAGCCGGAGGGAAGAAGGGCCGCCCCCCCCCTCGATGGCCGCAGAAGGGGCGGCCATCGAGCCCGCCGAAGGAGGCCTCCTTCGGGTTCGATGGCTCGGGGGCCCCAGCCCCAAGTCTGGGCTGGGGCCCCCGACCACCCCGGCCTCTCCTATGTTTTCTCCACCCCTCCGGTTTAAAACTAAGTTTAAACCGAAGGGGTCTAGCTAAACTTAGGTTTAGCTAGACCCCTTCGGTTTAAACTTAGTTTTAAACCGAAGGGGTCTAGCTAAACTTAGGTTTAAGGGGAAAAACATAGGAAGAGGGGCGGGCGGCCATCGAGCCTGCTTCTACGAGGGGCAGAACTGCTGTTCTTCCTAATAGGTTTTTCCCTTATAAGTTTAGACCGAAGGGGTCTAGCTAAAATTATAAGGGAAAAACCAAGGGTTCGTAGGACACCCCGGCCTACGAGGGGAAGGGAAAAACAAGGAAAGCGGTCGGTCTAACTAAACTTATTTATAATGGGAAAAGGAACCTCAGGGTAGGAGAAAACATAGGAAAGGCTCGGGGGCCCCAGCCCCAAGTATGGGCTGGGGCCCCCGACCGCCCTTCGGCCTCGAGGGGGGATCTAGGGACGCCCTTCTGCCTCGAGGGCGGCTCTATATCCCTTCTGCGGCGTACGAGGGGACCGAAGGGTATTCCCGAAGGGTATTCACGAAGGGTAGTACCGAAGGGTACTGGCCGAAGGGTAGTACCGAAGGGGCTCCTTCGGGTTCGATGGCCACCCCGGCCCTTCCTTCTACCCTCCGGCTCTCCTCTCCCTCCCCTCCCCTACGGCTCCTACCCTCCGGTTCTCTCCTTCCCTCCGGTCCGGTCCGGGTAGACCACTTCGTTCCCTACGGCTACGGCTACGGCTCCGGTTCGGTCCGGTCCGGCTCTCCCCTCCCTCCCTTCCTTCTACCCTCCGGTCCGGCTCTCCCCTCCCTTCCTTCTACCCTCCGGCTCTCCTACCCTCCGGTCCGGTCCGGCTCTCCTTCCCTACGGTCCGGGCCGGGTAGACCACTTCGTTCCCTACGGCTCCGGCTCCGGTCCGGTCCGGCTCTCTCTTTCTGCTACCCTTCGGCTCCCTCCTACCCTCCGGCTCCGGTACGGCTACGGCTTCGGCTTCGGTACGGTCCGGCTCTCCCCTCCCCTCCCTTCCTTCCCTCTACCACTTCGTCCCTCTACCACTTCGTTCCCTTCCCTCTACCACTTCGTTCCCTCCGGCTCCGGCTACCCTCCGGTCCGGTACGGCTCCGGCTACCCTTCGGTCCGGCTCTCCCTCCTACCCTATCCCCTACGGCGGCCTCCTTCCCCTCTACCACTTCGTTCCCTCCGGCTCCGGTACGGCTACGGCTCCGGTCCGGTCCGGCTCTTACGCTCTGCTACCCTTCGGTCGGGGGGGGGCCAGCCCATACTATGGGCTGGGGCCCCCGAGCCCCAGCCCATAGTATGGGCTGGGGTTGGGGGCCCCTGCCCCAACTTGGGGCAGGGGCCCCCGAGCCCCCCGAGTCCCTACGGCTACGGCTCCGGCTCTTACGCTCTGCTACCCTTCGGCCTCTTACGCTCTGCTACCCTTCGGCCTCTTACGCTCTGCTACCCTTCGGTCCCTCCGGTCCGGGACGGCTACGGCTCCGGTCCGGCTCTCCTTCCCTCCGGTTCGGTCCGGCTATGTTTTCTCCACCCCTTCGGTTTAAAACTAAGTTTAGACCGAAGGGGTCTAGCTAAACTTAGTTTAAAACCGAAGGGGTGGAGAAAACATAGGAAGAGGGGCGGTCCCGAAGGGTATTTCCCGAAGGGTATTCACGAAGGGGCTCCTTTAAAAGGCGGGCGTTCCGAAGGGGCGGGAGCGTTCCGAAGGGGCGGGGGCTCGTTGGCCGCCCCCGGCCAACGAGGGGGCGTCCCGAAGGGTACTGGCCGAAGGGTCGAAGGGGCGGGGGCTCGTTGGCCGCCCCCGGCCAACGAGGGGGCGTCCCGAAGGGTACTGGCTTACTTATAAGTGTAAGGTCCAGGCCTACTTCGCAGAGGTAAGCTTCGCTGACCTACTGGGCCTGTTCAGTCTGGGGCGTAGAGCTGCTTCGCTGGGCAAGGTTTAGGGGCCCACGAAACTTAGGTAGACTTTAGTGGGCCCCTACACCTCGCCCAGCGAAGCAGCCCACTCCTTGCACCTTTCAGTACGGGGACTCGGAGTATTATAAGTAAGCCAGTACCCTTCGGGAATACCCTTCGGGAATACCCTTAGGGACGCCCGCCTTATAAAGGAGCCCCTTCGGGAATACCCGTCGGTAAGTAAGACGGGATTTCTGCTGGTCCCCTTTGTTTGTAGCAGGACCTCAGGGTCTTCTGCTCCTTTTAAAGGAGCAGGGGCTGGAGCAGAAGACCCTGAGGTACGGCTACAAACAAAGAGAAAGTAAGTCGTAGCACCCTTATAAGTTTAGTCTAACTATACTTATCTAGAATGGATCCTCTAAGGGGCCCATCCTAGAAGGGGAACCAGCAGAAAGCCCTTCTTAGACGATAAAACTCCGAGCCCTTTCAGTGGCAAGTTATAAGTAAGCGCAGCCCGTATCCCTAAAGGAAGAATAAGAAAACTGCGCATAACCTATAAAAGGAAGATGCAGCTCTAAGAACCCCCCTCTTCCTTGTTTTTTACCTTCCTTGTTTTTTCCCATTATAAATAAGTTTAGCTAGACCCCTTCGGTCTAAACTTATTTATAATGGGAAAAAACAAGGAAGGTAAAAAACAAGGAAAAAAGCAGCCTGGGGAACTGCTGCTATGTTTCGACCCCGCCCATTATAAATAATTATATTTAAATATAATTCTTTTTGGGGCTCGTAGGCCGCCCGCCGAAGGAGGCCTACGAGGGGGCTCTTCCTTCGATGGCCACCCCGGCCTCTCCTATGTTTTTCCCCTTAAACCTAAGTTTAGCTAGACCCCTTCGGTCTAAACTTAGGTTTAAGGGGAAAAACATAGGAGAGGCCGGGGTGGCCATCGAAGGAGAGGCTTGGGGGCCCCTGCCCCAAGTTGGGGCTAGGGGCCCCCGACCGCCCTTCTTCCGGCCTACGAGGGGGCTCTTCCAAGCACCGCTTCTCCTTCCCTTCGGTCCGGTTTCCCCTTATAAATAAGTTTAGTTAGACTAAACTTATTTATAAGGGGAAACCGGACCGAAGGGAAGGAGAAGCGGTGCTCTGGACCTTTCAGTCTCGTAGGCCGCTCGGGGGCCCCAGCCCCAAGTATGGGCTGGGGCCCCCGACCCTTCTGCGGCCTACAAGGGGAAAGGCCGCCCCTTTAAGCCTACGAGGGGCAGCACTGCTGTTCTGCTATGTTTTTCCCTTCTTCTGCAAGAACCGCTTCCCCTCCGGGCTCGTAGGCCGCCCTTCTGCGGTCGGGGGTTGGGGGCCCCAGCCCCAAGTTGGGGCTGGGGCCCCCGAGCCTACGAGGAAGAAGGCGAGGAATTTTTACCATTATAAATAAGTTTAGTTAGACTAAACTTATTTATAATGGTAAAAATTCCTAGCTCATTATAAATAAGTTTAGTTAGACCGAAGGGTACTGGACTTATTTATAATGGGAAAAACCTATTAGGAAGAACAGCAGTTCTGCCATAATTAATTATAACTTAGTTATAATTAATTATGTCAGAACTGCTGTTCTGCTATGTTTCGACCCCGCCCATTATAAATAAGTCCAGTACCCTTCGGTCTAACTAAACTTATTTATAATGGGATACCGAACCGGTGGTAGGGAGAGCGTAGGAAGGGAAAAACCAAGGAACGCACCTTTAAAAGAGGAATTTTTACCATTATAAATAAGTTTAGCTAGACCCCTTCGGTCTAAACTTATTTATAATGGTAAAAATGCCTCCTTCTTTCCCCTCGATGAAGCAGCCGGGGCTCGATGGCCGCCCTGTCCTTGTTTTTTCCCATTAAAACTAAGTATAGTCAGACTATACTTAGGTTTAAGGGGAAAAAACAAGGAAAGAAGGAGGCCATCGAGGGGGTGGTCGGGGGCCCCAGCCCATACTTGGGGCTGGGGCCCCCGACCACCCCGGCTGCTTCTACGAGGGGACGGCTCTTCCCTAATAGGTTTTTACCATTATAATTAACGATAACTTAGTTATAGTTAATTATAATGGTAAAAACCAAGGAAAGGCCGAAGAACCCCTGCTCTTTGCTTCTACGAGGGGCATAACTGCTGCTTGTTTTTTCCCATAAATAATTATATTTAAATATAATTAATTATGGGGCTCGATGGCCCCTCTTCCTATGTTTTTCCCCTTAAACCTAAGTATAGTCTGACTATACTTAGTTTTAATGGGAAAAACATAGGAGAGGCCGGGGTGGCCATCGAACCCGCCCGCCCCTCTTCCTATGTTTTTCCCATTATAATTAACTATAACAAAGTTATAGTTAATTATAATGGGAAAAACATAGGAGAGGCCGGGGCTCGATGGCCGCCCTTCTTCCGGCCATCGAGGGGGTGGCCATCGAACCCGAAGGAGGCCGGGGGCTCTTCCCCTTTCCTTGGTTTTTCCCATTATAATTAACTATAACTTTGTTATAGTTAATTATAATGGGAAAAACCAAGGAAAGGCCCCTCGTTGGTCGGGGGCTCGGGGGCCCCTGCCCCAAGTTGGGGCAGGGGCCCCAACCCCAGCCTTGGGGCTGGGGTTGGGGGCCCCTGCCCCAACTTGGGGCAGGGGCCCCCGAGCCCCCGACCAGCGAGGGGCCATCGAGGGGAAGAGCAAGAACGGCTTAGAAAAGCCCCAAAAAGTTTAAGATTTGGATTTTTGATTTTATTAATTTTCTCAACTAAAATGCCACGTCGTCCTTTAAATAAAAAACGTATTCTTTTACCAGATCCAATTTATAATAATGTATCTGTACATATGTTAATTAATCGTGTTTTAAAAAGTGGAAAAAAATCACTAGCTTATCGTATAGTTTATAATGCTTTAAAAGAAATAGGAGAAAGTACTGGTAAAAATCCTATTGAAATTTTTGAAACTGCTTTAGATAATGTAACACCACGTGTAGAAGTAAAACCTAAAAGACGTGCTGGTGCTATACAAATGGTACCTCGTGTTTTAAGAGCGGGGGAACAATCAAAAGCAACAGCTTTGCGTTGGATTTTAGAAGGTTGTCATAAACGTTCTGGTATACCAATGTTAAATCGTTTAAAAAATGAAATAATAGAATCTTTTAAAAAAACCGGTTATGCTATACGTAAAAGAGATGAATTACATAAACTTGCTGTTGTTAATGCAATGTATGCTCGAAAACCACAAACTGTAATTAATGCAGTAAATCAATTAACTGCCTAAATATAAAACAACTAACATTATTCGTTTTTGTTTTATTTCTTATAAGATTCTAACTTCGAATCTTACCGAAGGGTACTGGCTGCTTCGAAGGGTACTGGCTTACCGACGGGTATTCCCGAAGGGTATTCCCGAAGGTATTCCCGAAGGGTACTGGCTTACTTAGTTACTTACCGAAGGGTATTCCCGAAGGGTATTCCCGAAGAGTATTCCCGAAGGGTATGCCCGAAGGTATTCCCGTAGGGTACTGGCTTACTTCTTCCCAGAAGAAGGGTATTCCCGAAGGGTACTGGCCCACTACCCTTCGGTTAGCGAAGCGTCCTGGCCCACTACCCTTCGGTTAGCGAAGCGTCCTGGCCCACTACCCTTCGGTTAGCGAAGCGTCCTGGCCCACTACCCTTCGGTTAGCGAAGCGTTTCCAAGCACCGCTTTCCCTCCGGTTTCCCATTAAAATTAACTATAACCAGGTTATAGTTAATTTTAATGGGAAACCGGAGGGAAAGCGGTGCTTGGAAACGCTTCGCTAACCGAAGGGTAGTGGGCCAGGACGCTTCGCTAAGTAAGTAATAAGTAAGTGGCCCTTATGCGCAGAAATCCTTTCAGTCGAGGCTGGGCGAGGCCGCTTTCAGTGCAGCAGCCCTTCTTCGCAGAAGACCCTTTCAGACCGTTCAGTGGCATTTTCACTCTTATGTAAGTTTCATAGCGGAAGAGCGGCTTTCCTTGGTTTTACCATTAGAATTAACTATAACTTAGTTATAGTTAATTCTAATGGTAAAAACCAAGGAAAGCCGCTCTTCTAATTAACTCTAACTAAGTTATAGTTTATTATAATGGGTGCTCCTATAAAACTTACATAAGAGAGAAAGAGTTTATAGCAGTTCTTAAGTTGATAAGAGCGGTTTATAGCAGTTCTTAAGTTAATAAGAGCGGAGGGAGCACCCTTACTTATAAGTTTAGTCTAACTAAACTTATAAGGATCCTATAAGGGGCCCATCCTATAAGGGGACCCAGCAGGGCTCCTTTCTTATAAGAACTTATAAGTTCTTATAAGAAAGGAGCCCTGCTGGGTCCCCTTATAGGATGGGCCCCTTAATATTCCCATTATAAGTTTAGTTACACTAAACCCCGCCGTTTCTTTCGATCCCTCGCCTTCGAAGGGTGTTCCGCCTTTAAAAGGCGAAGCAGCCCGGTGTTCTTTTTAAGGAGCAGCAGCTTTCCCACCCGGCAGCGAAGCAGCCCCACTTAGAAGCAGCCGAGAGAAGGGCGGTCGGGGGTTGGGGGCCCCCAGCCCCAACTTGGGGCTGGGGGCCCCCGAGCCCCAGCCTTGGGGCTGGGGCTCGGGGGCCCCCAGCCCCAAGTTGGGGCTGGGGGCCCCCAACCCCCGAGCCGTTCGAGACCGGCAGCGATTCCTACAGAAGAACCCCGAAGCAGCCTTGTCTGGGGGAAATCTCCTTCAGCGCCCCTTCGGTCTCTTCCCCTTCTAGAAGAGAAAAGGAGAAATGCAGAAAGGGGCTAGCTGAGACCCAGCCCATTATAACTTACTTATAAGAAGATAATTAGTTATAATGGGCTGGGTTTCAGCTAACCCCTTTCAGTGGCCCAAAGAAGAACCCCCTCTTCCTATGTTTTTCCCATTAAACCTAAGTATAGTATGACTATACTTAGGTTTAATGGGAAAAACATAGGAGAGGCCTCCTTCGGGTTCGATGGCTCTTCCTTGGTTTTCTCCCTCCTTCCCTACGGCTCCGGCTCCGGCTTAAAACTAAGTATAGACCGAAGGGGTCTAGCTATACTTAGTTTTAAGGGTTGGGGGCCCCTAGACCGAAGGCGGCCCCGCCCAGACTTGGGGCTAGGGGCCCCCGAGGAAAAACCAAGGGCGGGCTCTCTCTTGGTTTTTCCTCGGGGGCCCCTAGCCCCAAGTTGGGGCTAGGGGCCCCCGACCATTAAAATGAACTATAACTAAGTTATAGTTCATTTTAATGGTCGGGGGCCCCTAGCCCCAACTTGGGGCTAGGGGCCCCCGAGGAAAAACCAAGGACGGGCTTGGGGGCTCGGGGGCCCCCAGCCCCAAGTTGGGGCAGGGGCCCCCAACCCCTGCCTTCTGCCAAGTATGGGCTGGGGGCCCCCGACCCCCAGCCCCAAGGCTGGGGCTCCCGACCACCCCGGCCATATAGGGGCGGGCTCGATGGCCGCCGAAGGAGGCCATCGAGGGGGCGGCCTACGAGCCCCTGCTCCGTTGGGCTCCTTAAAAGCAGGGGGTTAAGGAGCAGAATGGCCCTTCTTCTATCCTTAAAGTCCTAACTAATAAGAGGGGTGGGAGAGTATTTATGCTGCTCTTCGGCTATGAAACAAAGGAAAGAAAGGGGCTGCTGGTTTCCGTGGACCATAGCCTCTGGGGCCCATTTGGTCGGGGGCCTGCTCTTCGGATATGAAACCAAGGGATAGATCTTTTAAAGCCGAAGAGCGGAGGGAGCGGTTGGAACACCCTTACTTATAAGTTTAGTCTAACTAAACTTATAAGTAAGGGTGTTCCAACCGCTCCCTCCGCTCTTCGGCTTTAAAAGATCTAGCAGCAGAAAGCCCATTCTAATAAACTATAACTTAGTTATAGTTTATTAGAATACGCTGACCTTTCAGTCTAGGAAGTTTATAGCAGTTTTTAGAGCGGAGGGAGCGGTTGGGCTCTTCCCCTCTTCCTATGTTTTCTCCCTCCTTCCCTACGGCTCCGGCTTAAAACTAAACTTAGTTTTAAGCCGGAGCCGTAGGGAAGGAGGGAGAAAACATAGGAAGAGGGGAAGAGGGGAACACCCTTAAATTTTATTTCTACTAAACTGATTTAGAATGGGTGCTCCTTAAAAAGGAGCACGGTCTTCTTGCAAGAACTGCTCCATTGTTTCATAACCGAAGAGCAGGAACTCCCCCTCGTAGGCTTTATGGGCGTCCGTTCGAGCCCCTGCTTTTAAGGAGCCTCAAAATGCCTTCTTCGGTGCTCCTTTAAAAGGGCCGTTCGCGGGCTGCTTCGCCTTTTAAAGGCAGCGATTCCTGCAGCCCGGTTTCCTCGAACGGCCTTCTTTAAAGGAAGAAGGGCTAGGTTCGAGAAGAACCCCGAAGCAGCCTTGTCTGGGTTACAGCCCTTCCCTTCTAGAAGAGGAAGGAACACCCTTCGGCGCGCCCTTCTGCCGGAGGCAGAAGGGCTGCTTCGCTGCCCTCCGAAGCAGAAGAGCCCCTTCTGCGGAGAAGCAGAAGAGCCCCTTCTAGAAGAGGAAAAACCTTTTAGTTCTTGCAGAAAGGGAGCCCTTTCTGCATTTCTCCTTTCCTCTTCTAGAACGGGCTCTTCTTCTTCTCCTTTTAAAGGCGGGGGTTCTTCAGCGAAGCATCCCTTCTGCCTCCGGCAGAAGGGCGCGCCGAAGGGTGTTCCTTCCTCTTCTAGAAGGGGTTCTCATAACTGCTGGTTCTTCTGCCAGACAAGGCTGCTTCGGGGGGTTCTTCCTCTTTCCCCTTCGGTAAAGCAGGGTGTTCCTTCCTCTTCTATAAAGGCTCGGGGGCCCCAGCCTTCTGCCAAGTATGGGCTGGGGCCCCCGACCGCCCTTATTCTATTTTAAAGCCCTAATAAGAGGTAACCGGATGATGTCCTGCTTCTATGAAACAAAGGAGCAGTTCTTGCAAGCTCCTTCGCAGAAGCGCCCTTTTTTCTTATTCTAAATAAGTTTAGTATAACTAAACTTATTTAGAATAAGAAAAAAGGGCGGTCTCCCGTCGTTTCTAGAGGAGCACCCTTCCGCGCCTTAAAAAGGAGGGTAAACCGGCTGCCGGAAAAGCCCGCCTTTAAAAGGAGAGGATTTTTTACCATTATAAATAAGTTTAGTTAGACCTAAGGGGCTCGTAGGCCGCCCTTCTTCCGGCCTACGAGGGGCTCTTCCCCTCTTCCTATGTTTTCCCTTTACCACTTCGTTCCCTCCGGCTCTTACGCTTCGCTCCCTACGGCTCCGGCTTATAATTAACTATAACAAAGTTATAGTTAATTATAAACCGAAGGGGTGGAGAAAACATAGGAGAGGCCGCAGAAGGGCGGTCGGGGGCCCCAGCCCATACTTGGCAGAAGGCTGGGGTCGGGGGCCCCCAGCCCATACTTGGCAGAAGGCTGGGGGTCGGGGGCCCCTAGCCCCAACTTGGGGCAGGGGCCCCCAAGCCCGTTCTTGGTTTTTCCCATTAAAATGAACTATAACTTAGTTATAGTTCATTTTAATGGGAAAAACCAAGAGAGAGCCCGTCCTTTCCTCTACCCCTCCGGTCCCTCCGGCTTAAAACTAAGTATAGCTAGACCCCTTCGGTCTATACTTAGTTTTAAGCCGGAGCCGGAACCGTAGGGAAGGAGGGAGGGAGAAAACCAAGGAAGAGCCCTTCCCTCTACCACTTCGTTCCCTCCGGCTCCGGCTTGGAAAGATCCATTTAAATGAACTATAACTTAGTAGGTTATAGTTCATTTAAATGGATCTTTCCCTACCCTACGGCTCTCTCTTAGGTAAGTTTTTCCTCGGGGGCCCCTAGCCCCAAGTCTGGGCGGGGCCGCCTTCGGTCTAGGGGCCCCCAACCCTTATAAATAAGTTTAGCTAGACCCCTTCGGTCTAAACTTAATTATAAACCGGAGGGGTGGAGAAAACCTAGCCGGACCGGAGGGTAGCCGGAGCCGTAGGGACCGGAGGGAAAGAGGGAAGGAAGGGCCGGGGCTCGATGGCCGCCCCTTCTGCGGCCGGGGGTGGCCATCGAAGGAAGAGACTGAAAGGTACAGAGCACCGCTTCCTCTTTCCCTCCGGCTCCTACCCTCCGGTTCGGTCCGGTTTCCCATTATAATTAACTATAACTTAGTTATAGTTAATTATAATGGGCTAGGAATTTTTACCATTATAAATAAGTATAGTCAGACTATACTTATTTATAATGGTAAAAATTCCTCGCCCCTCGTAGGCCGGGGCGGCCTACGAGCCCGGAGGGAAAGCGGTGCTTGAAAAGGCCGCCCCTTCTGCGGCTTCTTCTACGAGGGGGTTCTTCTCTCTCCTACCCTCCGGCTAGTAGAAGAAGCCGCAGAAGGGGCGGCCTTTCCAAGCACCGCTTTCCCTCCGGTTTCCCATTATAAGTTTAGTCTAACTAAACTTATTTATAATGGGAAAACGGACCGTAGGAACCGGAGGGAAAGCGGTGCTTGGAAAGGCCGCCCGCTGTCATAACTGCTGCGAAGGAGGCCTACGAGGGGGTTCTTCTTTCCTGCCCCTCGTAGGCCGCAGAAGGGCGGTCGGAGGCCCCAGCCCATACTTGGGGCTGGAGCCCTTCCTTTTCCCATTAAAATGAACTATAACTAAGTTATAGTTCATTTTAATGGGAAAAGGAAGAGCCCTTCCTTCCTTCTCCTCTTACGCTTCGCTCCCTCCGGTCCGGGTTCCCTCCGGTCCGGCTTCCCTTCGGTCCGGCTATGTTTTTCCCATTAAAAAGAAGTTTAGACCGAAGGGGTCTAGCTAAACTTATTTTTAATGGGAAAAGGGTTCGCTGGCCACCCCCTCGATGGCTCGGGGGCCCCAGCCCCAAGTATGGGCTGGGGCTCGGGGGCCCCAGCCCCAAGTATGGGCTGGGGCCCCCCGACCTCCTTCTTTCCTTGTTTTTTCCATTAAAACTAAGTATAGTTAGACTATACTTAGTTTTAATGGAAAAAACAAGGACAGGGCGGCCTCTCCTTGTTTTTTCCCCTTAAAACTAAGTATAGACCGAAGGGGTCTAGCTATACTTAGGTTTAAGGGGAAAAAACAAGGAAGAGCCACGGGTTCGAAGGCCACCCCGGCCAACGAGGGGCCTCTCCTATGTTTTCTCCACCCCTTCGGTTTATAATTAACTATAACTTTGTTATAGTTAATTATAAGCCGGAGCCGTAGGGAGCGAAGCGTAAGAGCCGGAGGGAACGAAGTGGTAGAGGGAAAACATAGGAAGAGGGGAAGAGCCCGAAGGAGCTTTCCCTCCGGGCTCGTAGGCCGCCCTTCTGCGGCCTTTCCTATGTTTTTCCTCGGGGGCCCCTAGCCCCAAGTTGGGGCTAGGGGCCCCCAACCATTATACTTAACTATAACGTTGTTATAGTTAATTATAATGGTTGGGGGCCCCTAGCCCCAACTTGGGGCTAGGGGCCCCCGAGGAAAAACATAGGAAGAGGCAGAAGGCTTTCCTTGTTTTTTCCCTTTATAATAATTATAAGTTCCTTATAATTATTTATAAAGGGAAAAAACAAGGGTTCGCTGGCCCCTCGATGGCCGGGGTGGCCATCGAACCCACCCCCTCGATGGCCTCCTTCGGCGGGCGGCCATCGAGCCCCGGGTTCGATGGCCACCCCCGGCCTCCTTCGGCGGGCGGCCATCGAGCCCCGGCCATCGAGGGGCCAGCGAGGGGTCCGAAGGGAGAATTTTTACCATTATAAATAAGTATAGCTAGACCCCTTCGGTCTATACTTATTTATAATGGTAAAAATTCCTAGCCCATTATAATTAACTATAACTAAGTTATAGTTAATTATAATGGCAGACGAAAAGGACGGACTTATATTTTTATAATGGTAAAAAGTCTCCGAGAGGACTGCTGCTATGTTTCGACCCCGCCCATTATAATTAACTATAACTTAGTTATAGTTAATTATAATGGTCGGGGGCCCCTAGCCCCAACTTGGGGCTAGGGGCCCCCGAGGAAAAACCAAGGAAAGCCCTGCTGCTTCGAAAGAGAAGCAGAAGAGCCCGCCCTTCATCCGGAGGAAGAAGGAGGAGAAACCTGCTGGTTCCCCATCTAAGATGGGCCCCTTATAGGATCCTTATAATTTTAGTTTATCCTTCTAAGGGTGCTCCAACCGCTCTTCTGCTATAAACTCTTGCTCTCTTATGTAAGTTTCATAGCGGAAGAGCAGCAGAAATCCTCTCCCACCCCGGAATCCTCTCCCGGTTTCCCCCGGAGCCTGGGGTTCTTGCAGTGGCTTTTAGTCCTTACTGTAAGGAAAGAGCCGAATACTGAAAGTAAAAAGCCGAAGGAGTTCTTGCAGGGTGTTCCTTCCTCTTCTCTAACGCAGAAGCCCTTCATTTTTAAATGCTTTGATTTCCTCTTCTCTAACGCAGAAGCCCTTCATTTTTAAATGCTTCGATTTCCTCTTGTCTAAAGCAGAAGCCCTTCATTTTTAAATGCTTAATAAGAGGGGGCGGCTGCTTCGCCGAAAGCCCGGTGCTTGGAACTCTTCTGCTGCACTGAAAGGTCTAGTTCTAAGTACCCTACGGTAATCTAGCCCATTCTAATAAACTATAACTAAATTATAGTTAATTAGAATAGGGCTTTCCCCTCTCTGTAGGTTTTTCCCATTATAAATAAGTTTAGCTAGACCCCTTCGGTCTAAACTTATTTATAATGGGAAAAACCTACAGAGAGGGGAAAGCCGCTCTTCTTACTATTAGGAAACTTACATAAGAGTAAAGAGTTGCCCCTAGAAATGGAGGGGCCCATTCTAATAAACTATAACTAAGTTATAGTTTATTAGAATAGGGGTTCTTCGGCAAAGCAGCCGGTTCCCTCTTCCGCTATGAAACAAAGGATATACTGAAAGGGGCCAGCCTATTCGAACTAATTAAAACTTATAATAAGTTATAATAGGGAAACTGGGGGCGCACCCCTCCCAACAAATAGAGAGTTAAAGCCGAAGAGCGGCTGCTGGTGGCTTTCCTTGGTTTTTCCTATTATAATTAACTATAACTTATTAGGTTATAGTTAATTATAATAGGAAAAACCAAGGAAAGCCACCAGCAACCGCTCTTCGGCTTTAAAATACTGAACAGGGCCCATCCTATAAGGGGAACCAGCAGACGGAAATTGCTAGAAGAACCCCGGGACGGAAAAAGGGGGGAGTTTCTTACTTAGAAGAGAAATTCCGTCCTTTTCCCATTATAATTAACTATAACTTAGTTATAGTTAATTATAATGGGAAAAGGACGGAATTTCTCTTACTTATAAGTAAGTAAGAAACTCCCCCTTTCCTTCCCGACTTGTAAGTAGTCTCGTATTATAATTTAGTATGCCTAAAAGGAGACTTATAATACGAAACTACTTATCAGTTAGATTTAAGGGCTTAGTTTTTAAGTTTGTTCATATTCCGACAACCTATTTAGGTTAAAACCTAAAAAGGGCAGAAATTTAGGGACTTTGTTTCCTACATTAAATAACTATATTTATTAATAAAGTTTATGAATGTAGGAAACAAAGGAGTCTCCTAGTTCTCTCGCTTTTTAAACAATAAGGAAAACCCGTATAAGCTGAAAAGTTCACGTACGGTAATGATATATACTCGCAGATACGATAAGGCTAATGAAACTTCTAGTCTACTAAGATACGTAAAAACGGGTCTTACGTTGATTTCTGAAAAGTAAAAAGTTTTTAATCTATTTTGTAAAAGTTTTTTAACTTATTAAATATTCTTATAAGGCATAAAAAGTTTTTTAACTCCTTCTTGTCAAAAATAGAGGGCTGCTTTTTCCAGCTGAACACACTAAATAAAATATACTATACAAATAGATCATTTTATAAAAAAGTTAAAATTTATAATTTTTATTTATTAAGCAATTTGCTTTTTGGTCTTCTTTTTACCACTTTAACAGCAGAAGAACTGCTATAAAAAGGTTTTTAGATATATTTCTATTTAATGTTGCCCTATGAAAAACATCTTTTGTACATGTTTTTAACATTTTCCTTATAGGAGACTGTAAAAAACACGGACACTCAAAATTCTTTCTTTTAGAGCTACGTTTCCTTTTAATGCCCTTTTTTAGTAAAAACGTAACGAATAGCTTTTACTTCTCTGGGCGCCAGCGATTCAGGAATCTGAAAGAAGGCTGCTCGGGGAAATCCTCAGGGGAACAGGAATTCCTTTCATATATCTACGGAGCAGTTCTTCTGCCGACGCCCCAGAGGAAGCTGAACTCAGTGAAGCCCTTTTTTTTAGACCTTACTTCTAAGCCTGGCCTCTAGCTCTGGAACCCGGGAAAGGCGGTGCTTGCACCCATAGCACTTTAAGGGCTTTCCTATGTTTTTCCCATTATAATTAACTATAACTAAGTTATAGTTAATTATAATGGGAAAAACATAGGGTTCGCTGGCTCGGGGGGGCTCTTCCTTGGTTTTCCTCTTACGCTTCGCTCCCTCCGGCTTAAAACTAAGTATAGACCGAAGGGGTCTAGCTATACTTAGTTTTAAGCCGGAGGGAGCGAAGCGTAAGAGGAAAACCAAGAACGGGCTTGGGGGCCCCTGCCCATAGTTGGGGCAGGGGCCCCCAACCCCTGCCCCAACTATGGGCAGGGGCCCCCCAACCCCAGCCCATACTTGGCAGAAGGCTGGGGCCCCCGAGCCCCAGCCTTCTGCCAAGTATGGGCTGGGGCCCCCTACCACCCCCTCGATGGCCGTTAGAAGGGCGGCCATCGAGCCCCGGCTGCTTCAGCGAGGGGTCCGAAGGGAGAATTTTTACCATTATAAATAAGTTTAGTCTAACTAAACTTATTTATAATGGTAAAAATTCTCCCTCCTTCGGGCTCTTCCTTCGATGGCCACCCCCCTCGATGGCCGTAAGAAGGGCGGCCATCGAGCCCTTCTGCGGCCCTTCCTTCCTTCTACCCTCCGGCTACCCTTTGGTCCGGCCTTCTTCCCTCCGGCTCTCCTTCCCTCCGGTCCGGTCCGGTTTCCCTCCGGTCCGGCTATGTTTTCTCCACCCCTCCGGTTTATAATTAAGTTTAGACCGAAGGGGTCTAGCTAAACTTAGTTTTAAACCGAAGGGGTGGAGAAAACATAGAGAGAGCCGTAGGGTAGGGAAAGATCCATTAAAATGAACTATAACAAAGTTATAGTTCATTTTAATGGATCTTTCCCAGCCGTACCGAACCGAACCGGAGCCGGACCGGAGGGTAGGAGAGAAGGGACCGTAGGGGAGAGGAGAGCCGGACCGGACCGGAGGGAAGGAGAGCCGGAGGGAAGAAGGCCGGACCGAAGGGTAGCCGGAGGGTAGAAGGAAGGAAGGGCCGCCCCGGCTGCTTCTACGAGGGGCGGAACTGCTGCTATGTTTTTCCCATTATAATTAACTATAACTTAGTTATAGTTAATTATAATGGGAAAACCCAAGGAAAGCAGCACCTTTAAAAGGTTTCCTGGGTTTAAGTCGAAGCAGTCGGTGTTCTTCTGCTGGGTTCTTGCAACCGGTTGCTCCGCACTTTAAGCAGAAGACCGGTCTTCTTGTTCTCTCCTTCCCTCCGGCTCGTAGGCCGCAGAAGGGCGGCCTACGAGACTGAAAGGTCCAGAGCACAAGAAGACCGGTCTTCTTGTGCTCTCCTTCCCTCCGGCTCGTAAGCCGCAGAAGGGCGGCCTACGAGACTGAAAGGTCCAGAGCACCGCTTTCCCTGCGGGCTCTTCCAAGCACCGCTTTCCCTCCGGTTTCCCATTAAAACTAAGTTTAGCTAGACCCCTTCGGTCTAAACTTAGTTTTAATGGGAAACCGGAGGGAAAGCGGAGGATAGTCCGCCCCTTCGATGGCTCGGGGGCTCGGGGGCCCCAGCCCCAAGTATGGGCAGGGGCCCCCAGCCTTCTGCCAAGTATGGGCTGGGGTTGGGGGCCCCTGCCCATACTTGGCAGAAGGCTGGGGGCCCCCGAGCCCCCGACCCCTCGCTGGCCGGGGTGGCCATCGAACCCAGAAGCAGGGGCTCTTCCTTGGTTTTTCCCATTAAAATGAACTATAACTTAGTTATAGTTCATTTTAATGGGAAAAACCAAGGAAGGGCTCGATGGCCCCTATATGGCCGGGGTGGCCATCGAACCCGCCCTGTCCTTGTTTTTTCCCTTAAACCTAAGTATAGACCGAAGGGGTCTAGCTATACTTAGGTTTAAGGGAAAAAACAAGGAAAGAAGGAGGCCGGGGGCCATAGAACCCTGTCCTTGGTTTTTCCCATTCTAAATAAGTTTAGACCGAAGGGGTCTAGCTAAACTTATTTAGAATGGGAAAAACCAAGGGGTCGCTGTCCACCCCGGCCAGCGAGGGGAAAGGAGGAGGCTGCTTCTACGAGGAAGAAGGCGAGGAATTTTTACCATTATAAATAAGTTTAGACCGAAGGGGTCAAGCCTCAGCCGGACCGAAGGGAAGGAGCCGAAGGGTAGCAGAGCTAGAGAGGCTGGACTTATTTATAATGGTAAAAAGATCTAGCCCATTATAATTAACTATAACTAAGTTATAGTTAATTATAATGGTCGGGGGCCCGTCCTTGGTTTTTCCCCTTAAACCTAAGTATAGTCTGACTATACTTAGGTTTAAGGGGAAAAACCAAGGAAAGCCCCAACTTGGGGCTGGGGGCCCCCGAGGAAAAATCAAGGAAGAGCAACCGGTTGCTCCGCACCGGCTGCTTCGCCGGTTTCCCCGCCGGTGCTTGGAGGCTGATGAGAATCGACCCTTTCAGTGTTCTTAGAAAACATTACAGTCACCGACTTCTTCTATGCTTAGGGTTACGCGCAGCCCTGCCTGCACTGATAAGACCCCACCAATTTAATAAATAACCATGCCATAAAAATTAACATAATTAGAAAGAACTTTAATATGAGTTTACAAATTTCAATTTTAACACCTGAGCGCCCTTTTTGGAATGGTAATGCTGAAGAAATTATTTTACCAACAGAAACAGGTGAAATGGGTGTTCTAAAAAACCATGCACCTATTATTACAGGTTTAGATGTAGGTGCTATGCTAGTACGTACTAACCAAGAATGGAATTCTTTTGCGATCATGGGTGGTTTTGCGTTAGTTAAACAAAATGTAGTTACTATTTTAGCCAATGAAGCACAATCATCAGAAAATATTGATCCAGACATTGCAAAAAATACATTTGAAACAGCAAAAATTCAATTAGAAAACGCTGTAGGTGTTAAAGAAAAAGTAGAAGCAAATTTTGCTTATAAACGTGCGAAAGCACGTTATACTGTAGTAAAATCACTTAAAAAAATTTAAATTTGTTTTTGTATACATTTTAAACTTATTATAAGTTTAAAATGTATACAAAAACTTATAATAAGTTCCTCCGGCTTAGCTTTTACAATTAATAACACTTTTACCTTTATTAGCAATAAAAAAGAAAGTTATATTTACTTATAAGTAAGTTACTAAAAAAAAGAGTTTTAAGGCCTTCCCTAGGCACCCGTTCCCCCTGGAGTTGGAAATCGGGTGCCTTGGTAAGGCCCTTTCAGACCTTTCAGTTCAGCGCTTCGCGCAGCCCGTGCTTGGCCACTTTATCTCTTGCACTAATAAGGTCTCCGTGTCTTACTTAACTTACTTACTTACTTATAAGAGCTGCTATAGCTAGGTAACCCGTGAAACCGGCGAAACACCCCGACCTGCAGGAATCGCTGCGCCCAAGCACCGAAGCAGATGAGGAGTTTACTTATCCTATTCTAATTAACCTCAGTATAGTTAATTATAATAGGATAAGTAAACGGAGCACTGGCAGCGGGGGAAACCACCCGGCGAAGCAGCCGGTTTCGCCGAAGAACCCCTTTGTTTCGTATATTAATTTAAAATAAATATTTCTAGATTTGATACACAAAGGGCTTCTCAGAACTGCAGCAGTTCCTTCCCCTCGATGAAGCAGCCGGGGATCGATGGCTGCTTCGCAGAAGGGGCGGTCGGGGGGGGCCCCAGCCCATACTTGGGGCTGGGGTTGGGGGCCCCTGCCCCAAGTTGGGGCAGGGGCCCCCAACCCCAGCCCCAAGTATGGGCTGGGGCCCCCCCCCCGAGCCTCTCCTTGGAAATTCCCTTTTTAGTGAACTATAACTTTGTTATAGTTCATTAAAAAGGGAATTTCCAAGGAAGAGCCCCGGCTGCTTCATCGAGGGGAAAGACTCGCTGCCTTCTTCGCGAGACCGGGAAACCGCTTGTAATAACTGCTGGGTTATTGCAAGAAAACCGGCAGAAGAAACCGCTGCTTTCCTTGGTTTTTACCATTAGAATTAACTATAACTTAGTTATAGTTAATTCTAATGGTAAAAACCAAGGAAAGCAGCGGTTTCTTCTGCCGGTTTTCTTGCAATAACCCAGCAGTTATTACAAGCGGTTTCTCAGAACTGCCGGCGTACCCCATAGCACCAGTTACTTAAGTATAATAACTAATTATATTTAAATATAATTAGTTATTATACTTAAGTAACTGGTGCTATGGGTCTAGGAGACCTTTTTGTTTCCTACATTAATAAACTATATTAATTAATATAGTTTATTAATGTAGGAAACAAAAAGAGTGCTCCTTTAAGCACCTATTCTAAATAAGTTTAGTATAACTAAACTTATTTAGAATAGGAAAACGACAGAGCTAGAGAACTGCTGCTCGATCTTTGGATTTCCCCTTATAATTTTAGTTAGACTAAAATTATAAGGGGAAATCCAAAGATCTCTCTCTTATGTAAGTTTCGTATATTAATTAAAAATAAATATTTCTAGATTTATTACGAAACAAAGGGGTTCTTCTGCTGGTGGCTTTCCCCTCTTCCTATGTTTTTCCCCTTATAATTAACTATAACAAAGTTATAGTTAATTATAATGGAAAAAACATAGGAGAGGCCGGGGTGGTCGGGGGGCCCCAGCCCATACTATGGGCTGGGCCCCCCCCCGAGCCATCGAACCCTATGTTTTTCTTATTATAATTAACTATAACTAAGTTATAGTTAATTATAATAAGAAAAACCTATTAGGAAGAACAGCATCTGCCACTGAAAGGGTCGAGTCTCTCCTATGTTTTTCCCATTATAATTAACTATAACTAAGTTATAGTTAATTATAATGGGAAAAACATAGGAAAGCCTGTCCTTGTTTTTTCCCATTATAATTAAGTTTAGTTAGACTAAACTTATTTATGTCCTTGGTTTTTCCCATTATAATTAATTATAACTTGGTTATAATTAATTATAATGGGAAAAACCAAGGGTTCGTAGGCTCGGGGGGCCCCAGCCCATAGTATGGGCTGGGCCCCCCCCCGACCACCCCCTCGATGGCCGCAGAAGGGGTGGCCATCGAACCCCCGGCCTCCTTACCCGGGCGGCCATCGAGCCCCTTTAAGCCTTTCCCCTCGTAGGCCGCAGAAGGGTCGGGGGCCCCAGCCCATACTTGGGCTGGGGCCCCCGACCCTTCTGCGGCCTACGAGGGGAAGGTAAAAACCAAGGAAAGAAGGGCGGCCTTTCCTCTGTTTTTCCCATTATAATTAACTATAACTAAGTTATAGTTAATTATAATGGGAAAAACATAGAAGAAGAAGAGCCTTAAAGAAGGGAGAATTTTTACCATTATAAATAAGTTTAGTTAGACTTATAAGTAAGTAAGTAAGTAAGTAAGTAAGTAAGTAAGTAAGTAAGTAAGTAAGTAAGTAAGTAAGTAAGTAAGTAAGTAAGTAAGTAAGTAAGTAAGTAAGTAAGTAAGTAAGTAAGTAAGTAAGTAAGTAAGTAAGTAAGTAAGTAAGTAAGTAAGTAAGTAAGCTAGTACGCTACGCTAAGTAAGTAAGTAAGTAAGTAAGTAAGTAAGACCGCAGGGAACCGGACCGGAGGGAACGAAGTGTAAGAGGGAGAGCCGTAGGGTAGACTGGACTTATATTTTTATAATGGTAAAAATTACTAGCCCCGCTGGGTCCCCCCGCGAGACCGGGAACTGCTGGGTTCTTGCAGTTCTGAAACCGCAGTTCTTGCAACCGGTTGCAAGAACTGCGGTTTCAGAACTGTTGAAGAACTGCGGTTTCAGAACTGCAAGAACCCAGCAGTTCCCGGCGGCTTCCCAAGCACCGGCTTTTCTTTGTTTGGAGCACCCATTAGAATTAACTATAATTAAGTTATAGTTAATTCTAAGGGGTTCTTTTGGCATAATCCAGTGGCTCTTTCTGATATTTCTTACTTACTTACTTACTTATAAGAACTATATTAATTAATATAGTTCTTATAAGTAAGTAAGAAATTTCATAACGGGACCCTAGCCCCTGCCTTGTCTGGGTACCAGCAGAAGAACCCCCTACGGTCTAGGGGCCACTGAAAGGTCTTCTGCCAGAAGAACCCCTGCTGTCCCTTTTAAGAACCCTTCGGCTCTTTCCTTACAGTAAGGACTAACTCCTGCTGTTCGGGGGACGGTGCAGGGGCCTGCTCTTCGGCTATAAAACAAAGGAGGGAAACCGCTCAGTTTTCCAATTCTAAATAAGTTTAGTATAACTAAACTTATTTAGAATTGGAAAACTTCAGCCCCTTTGTTTCATAGGGAACCCGCTGCTTGCAGAACGCCCCCCGCCCCAGAGAGGAAAAACCTGCTTTAAAGGAGCCCCCTCTTATTAAGAAGCAGGCCTCTCTGCGCATCTTAAAGGAGCTTCCCTCTTAGTAAGAAGCAGGGCTCTAGGACCCCTCTTATTAAGAAGCAGCCTATAAAAGGTCGGGCCCTAGAGCCCTGCTTCTTAATAAGAGGGGTCCTAGAGCCCTGCTTCTTACTAAGAGGGAAGCTCCTTTAAGGTGCGCAGAGAGGCCTGCTTCTTAATAAGAGGGAAGCGGCCTTTCCTTGGTTTTTACCATTATAAATAAGTTTAGTCTAACTAAACTTATTTATAATGGTAAAAACCAAGGGTTCGATGGCTCTTTCTTGGTTTTTCCCCTTAAAACTAAGTATAGACCGAAGGGGTCTAGCTATACTTAGTTTTAAGGGGAAAAACCAAGGACGGGCTTTTCCTTGGTTTTTCCATTAAAATGAACTATAACTTAGTTATAGTTCATTTTAATGGGAAAAACCAAGGACGGGCCCCCTCGTTGGCCGGGGACGGCCAACGAGCCCCTGCCCCAAGTTGGGGCTAGGGGCCCCCGACCCCAGCCCCAAGTATGGGCTGGGGCCCCCGACCACCCCGGCCATCGAGGGTAAGAGCCCCCGGCCTCCTTCTTTCCTTGTTTTTCTCCACCCCTCCGGTTTAAAACTAAGTATAGCTAGACCCCTTCGGTCTATACTTAGGTTTAAGCCGGAGCCGGAGGGAACGAAGTGGTAGAGGGGAGAAAAACAAGGAGAGGGCGGCCATCGAGCCCCTGCCTTGTCTGGCAGCTAACCCTTTTCATTCTCTGGGTCACAGCTAACCCCTTCTAGAAGAGGAAGGAACACCCTGTTCCAAGAAGAAAGGACCGAAGGGTGTTTCAACCTCCGGGGAAGCAGCGAGGGCATTATAACTTATTATATTCTTATAAATTCTAATTCGTTAGAATTGGCTGGCCCCTCCATTTCTCTGCTTTTCCTCTTCAGTGGGCCCCTTTACTCTTATGTAAGTTTCATAGGGAAGGTGCAAGACGCGGTTTCTTCTGCTGCTTCAAAAAGGCCGAAGGAGCCCGGTGTTCGAGAGGAGCAACTTTAAGGCTGTCCTTGTTTTTTACCATTATAATTAACTATAACTTAGTTATAGTTAATTATAATGGTAAAAAACAAGGACAGCCTTAAAGTTGCTCCTCTCGAACACCGGTGCGGAGCAACCGGTTGCTCCGCACCTTTTTCCCTTTTCTAATTAACTATAACTAAGTTAGAGTTTATTATAATGGGCTTTCTTATTCTTATCTTATCTTATTAAGAGTAGGCCGGAGAGAACTGCTTCCGTAGCACCGGCTGATGAGACTCGACCCTTTCAGTGAGGGTTCTTATGTTTTTAAGAGTAGGCTCGGGGGGCCCCAGCCCATACTATGGGCTGGGGCCCCCCCGACCGCCCTTCGGAGCACATAGCAGGCCGTTCGAGGGGGTTTTCTTCTATAACGGCCGGTTGGAACACCCTTCGGTTCTAAGCAGCGGTCGAAGAAGGCAGTTCGAGTTCTTATTCAGAGTAGGCCGGAGAATACTGCTTCCGGTTCTAAGCAGCGGTCGAAGAGGGCAGTTCGAGTTCTTATTCAGAGTAGTCCGGAGAATACTGCTTCCGGTTCTAAGCAGCGGTCGAAGAAGGCAGTTCGAGTTCTTATTAAATGTAGGCCGTAGAATCCTGCTTCCGGTTCTTGCGGTCGAAGAAGGCAGGGGCCACTGAAAGGGCCAAGGCCGGCCCCTTTTAGTCCTTACTGAAAGGAAAGAGCCTAATTCAGTCTAGACTGAAAGGACTGAAAGGGGCCGGCCGCTTTCATTCTAGACTAAAAGCGGCCCGGGCCCTTTCAGTCCTTTCAGTGGACCGAAGGGTCCTAGCTTATAAGTAGACCTTTCAGTGGCGACCGTAGGGGCCACTGAAAGGTCCAAGGCCTCTAGGTGGTACCCTCCGTTTTCCTATGATAACTAAGGCCAGTACCCTTCGGTTATAATAGGAAAACGGAGGGTGCTCCTTAAAAACGGCTGCTCGATCTTTTAAAGGAGCGGTTTCCCCTTATAAGTATAGTTAGACTAAACTTATAAGGGGAAACCGCTCCACTCTCTATTGTTTCATAGCGGAAGAGCGGTTTATAGGAGCACCCATCATAACGAATTAGAATTTGAATATAATTAGTTATGATGGGTGCTCCTATAAACCGCTCTTCCGCTATGAAACAAAGGAAAGCCCTTTCAGTCCTTACTGAAAGGAAAGAGCCGAAGGGTACTAGAAGGAAAGAGAGACCTTTTAGTCTTATAAGTAAGTAAGCCAGTCCGCTTCGCTAAGCCAGTACGCTTCGCTAACCGAAGGGTAGTGGTTCCCCTACGGCTCTCTCTATGTTTTCCTCTACCCCTCCGGCTCCCTTCCTCCTACCCTCCGGCTCCGGCTACCCTCCGGTCCGGCTTAAAACTAAGTATAGACCGAAGGGGTCTAGCTATACTTAGTTTTAAGCCGGACCGGAGGGTAGCCGGAGCCGGAGGGTAGGAGGAAGGGAGCCGGAGGGGTAGAGGAAAGGACGGGCTCTTCCTTGTTTTTTCCCATTAAAATGAACTATAACTTAGTTATAGTTCATTTTAATGGGAAAAAACAAGGAAGGGCCCCCAGCCCATAGTATGGGCTGGGGGCCCCCGACCCCAGCCCATAGTATGGGCTGGGCCCCCGACCAGTACGCTTCGCTAAGCCAGTACGCTTCGCTAACCGAAGGGTAGTGGGCCGTCCTCCGCTTTCCCTCCGGTTCTCCACCCCCGGCCGCAGAAGGGGCGGCCATCGAGCCCCTTCGGTTTAAAATTAACTATAACCAGGTTATAGTTAATTTTAAACCGAAGGGGCTCGATGGCCGCCCCTTCTGCGGCCGGGGGTGGAGAACCGGAGGGAAAACGGAGGAACCGCTTCGCTAAGCCAGTACGCTTCGCTAACCGAAGGATAGTGGGCTAGTACGCTTCGCTAACCGAAGGGTAGTGGGCCAGGACGCTTCGCTAAGCCAGTACGCTTCGCTAACCGAAGGGTAGTGGGCCAGTCCGCTTCGCTAAGCCAGTACGCTTCGCTAACCGAAGGGTAGTGGGCCAGGACGCTTCGCTAACCGAAGGGTAGTGGGCCAGTACGTTTCGCTAAGTAAGTAAGAGAGTAAGAGAGTACCCTACGGTAAGCTAGTAAGAGAGTACCCTACGGTAAGCTAGTAAGAGAGTAAGAGAGTAAGCCAGTACCCTTCGGGAATACCCTTCGGTAAGCCAGTACCCTTCGGTAAGTTAAGTGGGTCTTATCCTTTGTTTAAAAGGAGCGGCTTTCCCCTCGTAGAAGCAGGCTCGATAGCCGCCCCTTCTGCGAAGCAGCCTCCTCCGGCGGGCTCGATGGCCGCCCATTCTGCGGTCGGGGGCCCCAGCCCCAAGTATGGGCTGGGGCCCCCGACCCCCGAGCCCTTCTCTCCTACCCTTCGGTCCGGCTATGTTTTCTCCACCCCTTCGGTTTAAAAATAAGTTTAGCTAGACCCCTTCGGTCTAAACTTATTTTTAAGCCGGAGGGGCTCGATGGCCGCACCCGTCCATCGAGGGGGAGGAGAAAACATAGGAAGAGGGGGCTCGTAGGCCGCCCCGGCTGCTTCTACGAGGGGGTGGCCTTTCCTATGTTTTCTCCCTCCCTCCCTCCTTCCCTACGGCTACGGCTACGGCTTCGGTTTATAATTAACTATACCTTTGTTATAGTTAATTATAATGGGAAAAAATAGGAAGAACCCTTGGTTTTTCCCATTATAAATAAGTTTAGTCTAACTATACTTATTTATAATGGGAAAAACCAAGGACAAAATTAATTATAACTTAGTTATAATTAAATTTAATGGGGCTCGTACCCTCTTCCCCTCGTAGGCCGGGGTGGCCTTTCCTATGTTTTCTCCCTCCCTCCCTCCTTCCCTACGGCTACGGCTACGGCTTCGGTTTATAATTAACTATAACTTTGTTATAGTTAATTATAATGGGAAAAACATAGGAAGAACCCTAGGTTTTTCCCATTATAAATAAGTTTAGACCGAAGGGGTCTAGCTAAACTTATTTATAATGGGAAAAACCAAGGAAAGGCCGCCCCCTCGATGGCCGCAGAAGGGGTTGGGGGCCCCAGCCCCAACTTGGGGCTGGGGCCCCCGAGCGGCCATCGAGCCCTCCGGTGCTTGGAGGCCTCCTTCTTTCCCCTCGTAGAAGCAAAGAGCAGGGGTGGCCCTTCCTTCTACCCTCCGGCTCTCCCTTCGGTTCGGTCCGGCTTGGAAAGATCCATTTAAATGAACTATAACAAAGTTCCTTTAAATGGATCTTTCCCCTCGTAGGCCGCAGAAGGGCGGCCTACGAGCCCAAGGGTTCGATGGCCCCCTATATGGCCGTAAGAAGGGCGGCCATCGAGCCGCGACCCTTCCTTCTCTCCTTCCCTCCGGTCCGGCTCTCCTCTCCTTCCCTCCGGTCCGGTCCGGTCCGGCTCCTCTACCACTTCGTTCCCTTCGGTCCGGTCCGGCTATGTTTTCTCCACCCCTTCGGTTTAAAACTAAGTTTAGACCGAAGGGGTCTAGCTAAACTTAGTTTTAAACCGAAGGGGTGGAGAAAACATAGAGAGAGCCGTAGGGTAGGGAAGAGCCCCCCTCGTAGGCCGGAAGAAGGGCGGCCTACGAGACCCTTCTTCCTATGTTTTTCCCATTATAATTAATTATAACTTAGTTATAATTAATTATAATGGGAAAAACATAGCCGGTCCGAACCGAAGGGAACGAAGTAGTAGAGGAGCCGGACCGGACCGGACCGGAGGGAAGGAGAGGAGAGCCGGACCGGAGGGAAGGAGAGAAGGAAGGGCCAGGGGGTAGCCATCGAACCCCAAGAACTGCTATTCCTCTCCCTCCCCTCTTCCGCTTCGCCCTCTTACGCTTCGCTCCGTACGATACGGCTCCGGCTCCGGTGAGGTCCGGTTTCCTATTTAAACGTATTATATTCAAATCCGTTTAAATAGGAAAAACCTACAGAGAGGGCGGGTTCGAAGGCCACCCCCGGCCTCCTTCTTTCCTTGGTTTTTCCCCTTAAACCTAAGTATAGACCGAAGGGGTCTAGCTATACTTAGTTTTAAGGGGAAAAACCAAGGACAGGGCGGCCATCGAGCCCGCCCCTCGATGGCCCCTCGATGGCCGGGGTGGCCATCGAACCCGGGGCTCGATGGCCGCCCCGGCCATCGAGGGGCCATCGAACCCGAAGGAGGCCTCCTTCTTTGTTTTTTCCCTTAAACCTAAGTATAGCTAGACCCCTTCGGTCTATACTTAGGTTTAAGGGAAAAAACAAGGACAGGGTCGGGGTTGGGGGCCATCGAGCCCCGGCCTTTCCTTGGTTTTTACCATTATAAATAAGTTTAGACCGAAGGGGTCTAGCTAAACTTATTTATAATGGTAAAAACCAAGGGTTCGTAGGCCACCCCCTCGATGGCCTCCTTCGGCGGGCGTCCATCGAGCCCCGGCTGCTTCTACGAGCCGGAGGGAAGGAGAGAGGGGAAAGCCCTAGTCTAATTAACTATAACTTAATAAGTTATAGTTAATTAGAATGGGTCTCCCCCTCTAGGAAGCAGCCGTAAAACCGCTGCTTGGAGCAACCGGTTGCTACAAGCAGCGGTTTCTTCTGCCGGTGCTACGAAGGGCTGCTTCCTAGAGGGGTACTTAGAACGACTTATATTTGAATAAAATTAGTTATAATGGGCTCTTTTTGTTTCATAGGGAAGCTTCAAGAATTTAGGTTTCCCTATTCTAACTAATTCTAACTAAGTTATAATTAGTTAGAATAGGCTGGGGTGCCGGTCTCGTAGAAGCAGCCCTTCGGAGCACCGGCTGCTTCTACTAGACCGGCAGCTCTTCCCGCTAACCCCTTTCTTCTTGGAAGCAGGACTGAAAGGGGTTAGCTCCGAGGGCGCACCAGAGACTGAAGGGCTCCTTTTAAAGGCGGCGTGCCTCCTGCTGTTCTCTGGACCCTTTCAGTCTCTTGGGTTCTTCGGAGCAGAACGGCCCTTCTTCCAAGCAGGCCTACGAGGTAACCGGGTGGGCCCCTCTCCTTTAAAGCAGGGGCTCGTCCTAGCCCCTTTAAGGCCCTAGAGGGGGCCCACTCTTATGTTTGTTTTTAAGAGTAGGCTCGGGGGCCCCAGCCCCAAGTTGGGGCTGGGGCCCCCGACCGCCCATTAAGCCTTTCCCTACCCTACGGCTCTCTCTATGTTTTCTCCACCCCTTCGGTTTAAAAATAAGTTTAGACCGAAGGGGTCTAGCTAAACTTATTTTTAAACCGAAGGGGTGGAGAAAACATAGCCGGACCGGACCGGAGGGAAGCCGGAGGGTAGAAGGCCGGACCGGACCGGACCGGAGCCGGAGCCTTAGGGAGCGAAGCGTAAGAGGGGAGGGAGAGCCGGAGGGAAGAAGGCCGGAGGGTAGAAGGCCGGAGCCGTAGGGAAGGAGGAAGGCCGGACCGGACCGGACCGAACCGGAGGATAGCCGGAGCCGGAGGGAGCGCAGCTAGAGAGGGAAGGGAACGAAGTGGTAGAGGGAGCCGGAGCCGTAGGGAACGAAGTGGTAGAGGGAACCGGCCCGGACTCGGGGGCCCCAGCCCATACTATGGGCTGGGGCCCCCTACCCCCAACCGGAGGGTAGCCGGAGCAGTACCGGACCGGAGGGACCGAAGGGTAGCAGAGCTCTGTCGGCCGAAGGGTAGCAGAGCTCTGTCGGACGAAGTGGTAGAGGGAACCGGACCGGACCGGAGGGTAGGAGAGGAAGGAGGCCGCCGTAGGGGATAGGGTAGCGAAGTGGTAGAGGGAGCCGGACCGGACCGGAGCCGTAGCCGTACCGGAGGGAGCGAAGCTAGAGAGGACGAAGTGGTCTACCCGGACCGGACCGAACCGGAGGGTAGGAGAGGAGAGCCGGACCGGACCGGACCGGAGGGAAGGAGAGGAGAGCCGGACCGGAGGGAAGGAGAGCCGGACCGGAGCCGGAGGGTAGAAGGGACCGTAGGGTAGAGCCGGAGGGTAGAAGGAAGGAAGGAAGGGAGGGGAGAGCCGGACCGGAGGGAAGGAGAGCCGGACCGGACCGTAGGAAGGAGAGCCGGAGCCGTAGGGAAGGAGGAAGGAAGGAAGGGCCGGTTCTTGCTATATGGCCGCCCTTCTTCCAAGCCGGCCTCTCCTAGGTTTTTCCCATTATAAATAAGTTTAGCTAGACCCCTTCGGTCTAAACTTATTTATAATGGGAAAAACCTAGGAAGAGGGGGGGGGTGTCCATCGAACCCTGGTTTTTTCCCATTAGAATTAACTATAACTAAGTTATAGTTAATTCTAATGGGAAAAAACCAGGAAGAGGGGGGGGGTTGCCATTGTCCTGCTCTTCGGCTATGAAACAAAAACTTCTAGGATCCTTCGGTCTTACTCATTGTTTCATAGCGGAAGAGCGGATTTCCTTGGTTTTTCCCATTATAATTAACTATAACTTAGTTATAGTTAATTATAATGGGAAAAACCAAGGAAATCCGCTCTTCCGCTATGAAAAAAAGAAAACGACGGACCCTTTCAGTCCTTCTATTACCCTTCGGTCTTACTTATAAGTAGACCTTCTAGCCCCTTCGGTCCTGCTCCAAACAAAGGGGTGCTTCGCCGGTCCTGCTTGCAGAAAGCCCTTTCAGTCCTGCTCTTCGGCTATGAAACAAAGGATAAGACCGAAGGGTACTAGAAGGCCTGCTCTTCGGCTATGAAACAAAGGAAGGGCTACTTATAAGTAAGGTACCGGATACGGCCCACTTTTACTTTTAGTCACCCCGCCAGCAGCCCCTCCCTTTAAGTCTTACTTACTTACTTAGCGTAGCGGACTGGCCCACTACCCTTCGGTTACTTACTTACTTACTTACTTACTTACTTAGCGAAGCGTACTGGCTTACTTACTTACTTACTTACTTACTTACTTACTTACTTACTTACTTACTTACTTACTTACTTACTTACTTACTTACTTACTTACTTACTTATAAGTCGAAGCAGACTTAACTAAAACTAAAACTAAAACGAAAACTAAAACGAAAACTAAAACTAAAACTAAAACTTAAACTTATAAGACTTGTAAGTAAGGATACGGACGGGTGTTCCTCTTCTTTCGGCATTCTGCATTTAGGAACGTTCCTAAATGCAGGAGGAAGCCGAAACTGCCCCCTTAGATAAAAGGAAATAAGGCAGACGCCGAAGAATTGCTATTCTAGCAGTTGCTATAAGTAGGCCGGACGCCTAAAAAGGGCTGCTGATAAGTCTTCTCTGAGGCTGTCCTTAGATAATTTCTTATACTTACTCGCTAGTTTTAACGAAAGGTAAAAATAACAAGTGATGTAAGAAAAATTATAGAAACAGTAGACAAGCTGAACACTTATCTTACTTATAAGTAGCGCTGACAACACATTTGTTCCTCTCGGATTTTTGCCTAATAGGATAAGGCAGGGGTTCTATTGATTTAGAAGAAAGGAGTCCCTATTTAGGGCGTTATAGCTATTTAGAAACGAATAGAGTTTTACTTTTAGTAAAAGCCAAAATATTGACAAAAAAAAAGAATAACTATATAATAAATCACTTATTAAAAGAAAAAGCGGGTATAGTTCAGTGGTAGAACACCTCCTTGCCAAGGAGGTTGTCGCGTGTTCGAGTCACGTTACCCGCTTAAAAAATCAAATCATCAAAAAAAAAGAAACAAGAAATAAAAAAATGGCACGTTATATTGGACCAAAATTAAAAATTATACGTAGAATAGGTAAATTAAGAGGTTTAACACGTAAAAAACCATTTCGACGTACCTTTAAAGGTAAAGGCCCTTTATCAGGGAAAGTGATTCCTCCAGGACAACATGGTTTAGTTAAACTATTAAAAACACGTCCATATGATTCATGTGAATCAGATTACCTAATTCGTTTAAAAGTAAAACAACGTTTACGCTTTAACTATGGGTTAACAGAACGTCAATTAGTAAATTATGTACGCAAAGCAAAAAAAATTAAAGAAGCTACCGGGGTAGTACTTTTACAATTTTTAGAAATGCGTTTAGATAATATTGTTTATCGTTTAAATATGGCACCAACTATAGTAGCTGCACGTCAATTAATTAGTCATTGCCATATACGTGTAAATACAAAAAAAGTAAATATTGCTAGTTATATGTGTAAACCAAAAGACGTTATTTCGGTGGCTATGAAAGAAAAATCTTTACGTTTAGTAAACAAAAACTTAAGTGAATATTATAAACGTATGCGTTTTTATAAGAAACGTTTAGAAAAAACTCTATCTTTTATTTTATTTAAATTGAAAATTGTCTCAAATATGGGAACAACTTTACAATTAATAAATCAAGGTTTATTAAAAATAAATAATAAGCGTGTACGTACACCTAATACTGTTTGTAGTTCGAGAGATATTTTAACTATTTTAACCAAACAAGGGATACGTACTATTAAATTAGCTGAATATTTTGGAGAAGTTCCTCGAACACGTTTTGCTGCCAGTTCCCCAAAAGTGCTTTAGCACTTTTTTCCCTATGCCTTAATTTCCCTTTTCCTTGCATAGAGAAGTTCCTTTCAGCATGCTGGTTCTTCTGCCGGGGCCCTTCGGGCTGCTTGCGGGAGTCGCCCCTTTCAGTCTAGCTTCTCCTTTCCACTCCCTTTGTAAGAGTGGCCTCTTATTAAGCATTTTAAAATATATGAAGGGGTTCTTCTTTCCCCTCGCTGAAGCAGGCTCGATGGCCGCTCGGGGGCCCCTAGCCCCAAGTTGGGGCTGGGGGCCCCCCTTCTTCCGGCCATCGAGGGGGTGGTCGGGGGGCCCCAGCCCATACTTGGGGCTGGGGGCCCCCGAGCCCCAGCCTTGGGGCTGGGGCTCGGGGGCCCCCAGCCCCAAGTATGGGCTGGGGCCCCCCCGAGCCAGCGAACCTTTTCCTCCCCTCTTTCCCTCCGGTCCCTACGGCTCCGGTTCCCTTTGTTCCTTTCTCCACCCCCTCGATGGCCGGGGGCGGCCATCGAGCCCCTTCGGTTTATAAATAAGTATAGTCTAACTAAACTTATTTATAATGGGAAAAAACAAGAAGAACAGCAGTTCTGCCCCTCGTAGGCCGCAGAAGGGCGGCCCTTCTTCCCTCCGGCTTGGAAAGATCCATTTAAATGAACTATAACTTAGTAGGTTATAGTTCATTTAAATGGATCTTTCCCCTCTTCCTATGTTTTTCCCCTTAAACCTAAGTATAGTCTGACTATACTTAGTTTTAATGGGAAAAACATAGGAGAGGCCGGGGTGGTCGGGGGGCCCCCAGCCCATACTTGGGGCTGGGGGCCCCCGAGCCCCAGCCTTGGGGCTGGGGCTCGGGGGCCCCCAGCCCCAAGTATGGGCTGGGGGCCCCCCCGAGCCAGCGAAGGAAGAGCCCAACAATAATTATATTTAAATATAATTATTTTTAATGGGAAAAACCAAGGGTTCTTCCCCTATATGGCCCCTCGCTGGCCCCTATATGGCCGGGCTGGCCATCGAACCCGGCCATCGAACCCGGGGCTCGCTGGCCCCTAGATGGCCGGGGTGGCCATCGAACCCGCCCTTCTTCCAAGCAGGCCTCTCCTATGTTTTCTCCACCCCCGGGGCTATATGGCCACCCCGGCCATCGAGGGGCCTCCTTCTTTCCTTGTTTTTCTCCACCCCTCCGGTTTAAAACTAAGTTTAGCTAGACCCCTTCGGTCTAAACTTATTTATAAACCGGAGGGGTGGAGAAAAACAAGGACAGGGCGGCCATATAGCCCCTTCGGTTTAAATCTAAGTTTAGCTAGACCCCTTCGGTCTAAACTTAGTTTTAAGCCGGACCGGAGCCGGACCGGACCGAACCGGAGGGTAGCCGGAGCCGTACCGGACCGGACCGAAGGGAACGAAGTGGTAGAGGAGAGGCCGCCGTAGGGGAAAGGGTAGCAGAGCTCTGTCGGACGAAGTGGTAGAGGGAACCGGAGGGTAGGAGACGAAGTGGTAGAGGGAGCCGGAGCCGTAGGGACCGGAGGGGTAGAGGGAAGGAACCGGAGCCGTAGCCGTAGGGAACGAAGTGGTAGAGGGGAGGGAGCCGTAGGTTAGCCGAAGGGTAGCCGAAGGGTAGCAGAAAGAGAGAGGAAAACTTACCTAAGAGAGAGCCGTAGGGTAGGGTGGCCATCGAACCCTAGGTTTTTCCCATTATAATTAACTATAACAAAGTTATAGTTAATTATAAACCGAAGCCGTAGGGACCGGACCGGAGGGACCGAAGGGTAGCAGAAAGAGAGAGGAAGAGCCGGAGCTCGGGGGCCCCCAGCCCCAAGTTGGGGCTGGGGGCCCCCGACCGTAGCCGGACCGGAGGGTAGCACCCGCCGGTTGCTCCGCCCCTTCGATGGCCCCTATATGGCCGGGGTGGCCATCGAACCCAGCAGAAGGGGCTCGATGGCCGCCCCTTCTGCGGCCTCTTCCTATGTTTTCTCCCTCCCTCCTTCCCTACGGCTCCGGCTCCGGCTTAAAACTAAGTATAGCTAGACCCCTTCGGTCTATACTTAGGTTTAAGCCGGAGCCGGAGCCGTAGGGAAGGAGGGAGGGAGAAAACATAGGAAGAGGGGGTGGCCATCGAACCCCCGGAGCCGTAGGGACTCGGGGGCCCCAGCCCAGAGTTGGGGCTGGGGCCCCCGACCGGAGGGAAAGAGCCGGACCGGACCGGAGGGAAGCCGGAGCCGTACCGAAGGGGAGGAGACGAAGTGGTAGAGGGAAGGCCGGAGGGTAGAAGGCCGGACCGGAGCCGGAGCCGTAGGGAACGAAGTGGTAGAGGGAAGGCCGGAGCCGTAGGGAGCGCAGCGTAAGAGGGAAGGCCGGACCGGACCGGAGCCGGAGCCGTAGCCGTAGGGAACGAAGTGGTAGAGGGGAGGGAGGGAGAGCCGGAGGGTAGAAGGAAGAGACCGCCGTAGGGGAGAGGGTAGGAGACGTAGAGAAACCGGAGCCGTAGCCGTACCGGACCGGACCGGAGGGAGCGAAGCTCTGTCGGCCGAAGGGTAGCTCTGTCGGCCGAAGGGTAGCAGAGCGTAAGAGGCCGAAGGGTAGCAGAAAGAGAGAGCCGGAGCCGTAGGGAACGAAGTGGTAGAGGGGAGGGGAGCCGTAGCCGGAGGGGCGGAACGAAGTGGTAGAGGGGAAAACATAGGAAAGGGTCGGGGGCCCCAGCCCCAAAGCTGGGGCTCGGGGGCCCCCCAAGGATGGGCTGGGGCCCCCGACCACCCCCTCGATGAAGAAGCCGCATAAGGGGCGGCCTCTCCTCCGCTTTCCCTCCGGTTTCCCATTAAAAATAAGTTTAGACCGAAGGGGTCTAGCTAAACTTATTTATAATGGGAAACCGGAGGGAAAGCGGAGGAAGAGCCCGCCGGTGCTTGGAGGCCTCCTTCTTTCCCCTCATAGGCCGGGGTGGCCTTTCCAAGCACCGCTTTCCCCTCGTAGAAGCAGGTGGCCTACGAACCCCTCCGGTTTCCCATTAAAAATAAGTTTAGACCGAAGGGGTCTAGCTAAACTTATTTATAAGGGGAAACCGGAGGGGTTCGTAGGCCACCTGCTTCTACGAGGGGAAAGCGGTGCTCTGGACCTTTCAGTCTCGTAGGCCGCCCTCCTGCGGTCGGGGGTTGGGGGCCCCCAGCCCATCCTTGGGGGGCCCCCGAGCCCCAGCCTATGGGCTGGGGCCCCCGAGCCTACGAGCCGGAGGGAAGGAGAGAGCCCCTTCTTCCTATGTTTTTCCCATTGTAATTAATTATAACTAAGTTATAATTAATTATAATGGGGAAAACATAGGAGAGGCCCCTCGCTGAAGCAGGCTCGATGGCCCCTATATGGCCGGGGTGGCCATCGAACCCGCCCGCCCCGGGCCGGGGTGGCCATCGAACCCGAAGGAGGCCGGGGGCTCGATGGCCGCCCTTATTCCGGCCATATAGGGGGTGGCCATCGAACCCAGCAGAAGGGGCTCGATGGCCGCCCCTTCTGCGGCCATCGAGGGGGTGGCCATCGAACCCCAAGAACTGCTTTCCCCTCTTACTATGTTTTCTCCACCCCTTCGGTTTAAAACTAAGTTTAGTCAGACCGTAGCCGGAGCTAGGAAGTTTCCTCTTACGCTTCGCTCCCTCCGGCTTATAAATAAGTTTAGACCGAAGGGGTCTAGCTAAACTTATTTATAAGCCGGAGGGAGCGAAGCGTAAGAGGAAAATCGCCTTCTGCCTCGTAGGCCGCAGAAGGGCGGCCTACGAGCCCGGAGGGGTAGAGGCTGGACTTAGTTTTAATGGGAAAAACATAGCCGGACCGGACCGAAGGGAACGAAGTGGTAGAGGAGCCGGACCGGACCGCAGGGAAGCCGGAGGGTAGAAGGCCGGACCGGAGGGTAGCCGGAGGGTAGAAGGAAGGAAGGAAGGGCAGGGGCTCGATGGCCGCCCCCGGCCATCGAGGGGGTGGCCTACGAACCCCTCCGGTTTCCTATTTAAACGGATTATATTCAAATCCGTTTAAATAGGAAAAACCTACAGAGAGGGCGGCCCTTCCGTCTCTCCTACCCTCCGGTCCGGCGCTCCCTCCTCTCCTACCATCCGGTACGGCTACGGCTCCGGCTCCGGTAAGGTCCGGCTATGTTTTCTCCTCCCCCTCGATGGCCTCCCTTCTTCCGGCCATCGAGGGGGAGGAGAAAACATAGGAAAAGCCTGCTTCTACGAGGGGACAGGCTTTTCTGCTTTCCTCCGCTTTCCCTCCGGCGAGGAATTTTTACCATTATAAATAAGTATAGTCAGACTATACTTATTTATAATGGTAAAAATTCCTCGCCGGAGGGAAAGCGGTGCTTGGGGTTAGATGGCTCGGGGGCCCCAGCCTTCTGCCAAGTATGGCCTGGGGCCCCCGACCACCCCTTCTGCTGGGTTCGATGGCCGGGTTCGATGGCCACCCCGGCCATATAGGGGCCAGCGAGGGGCCATCGAAAGGGCTCTTCCTTCGATGGCCACCCCGGCCTCTCCTATGTTTTTCCCATTAAAACTAAGTATAGTCAGACTATACTTAGGTTTAAGGGGAAAAACATAGGAAGAGGGGAAAGATCCATTTAAATGAACTATAACCTACTAAGTTATAGTTCATTTAAATGGATCTTTCCAAGCCGGACCGAACCGAAGCCGAAGCCGTACCGGAGCCGGAGGGTAGGAGGGAGCCGAAGGGTAGCAGAGCGTAAGAGCCGGAGCCGTAGCCGTAGGGATGGAGGGAGGGAGAGCCGGAGGGTAGAAGGAAGAGCTCGGGGGCTCGGGGGCCCCTGCCCCAAGTTGGGGCAGGGGCCCCCAACCCCAGCCCCAAGGCTGGGGTTGGGGGCCCCTGCCCCAACTTGTGGCAGGGGCCCCCGAGCCCCCGACCGCCCCGGCTGCTTCTACGAGGGGAAGACTCGACCCGTTCAGTGGGGTTCTTGCAACCATTATAAATAAGTCCGTCCTTTTCCCATTATAATTAACTATAACTAAGTTATAGTTAATTATAAGGGTAAAAACCAAGTAAAGATCCTTTGGGCTCTTCCTTTTCCCATTATAATTAACTATAACTTAGTTATAGTTAATTATAATGGGCTAGGAATTTTTACCATTATAAATAAATATAGCTAGACCCCTTCGGTCTATACTTATTTAGAATGGTAAAAATTCTCCCTTCGGACCCCTCGCTGAAGCAGGCTCGATGGCCGCCCCTTCTGCGGCCGGGGTGGGTTCGATGGCCACCCCGGCCATCGAGGGGAAAGCCTTCTGCCTCTTCCTATGTTTTTCCTCGGGGGCCCCTAGCCCCAAGTTGGGGCTAGGGGCCCCCGAGGAAAAACATAGGAAAGGCCGCAGAAGGGCGGCCTACGAGCCCGGAGGGGAAAGCGGAGGAAAGGCCGAAAACCCCCTGCTCTTTGCTTCTACGAGGGGTCTAACTAAACTTATTTATAATGGTAAAAATTCCTCTTTTAAACGCCGATGCTTGGAGGGAACCAGCAGCCGGCCGTTCTGCTCCTCTCGAGGAAAACCCTGCTTTAAAGGAGACCGAAGGGGGCCCCAGAGGAGAGGGCTTTCTGCTGGTTCACCTTATAGGATGGGCCCCTTATAGGTAGAATATTAGTTAGACTAAAATTCTAAGGGTGTTCCAACCGCTCTTCTTCTCTAAAATCTCTCTCTCTTATGTAAGTTTTCCAGCAGGACAAAGGGGTATTCCTCCTGCTGTTCTGCGAAATACTCAGGGCACCCAAAGAACCCCCTCGTAGGCTTTAAGGGGTCCGTTCGAAAAGAACCCCTTAAAGGAGCAGCAGGAGGAATACTTATCAGTCCTTCGTAGGACCCTTCGGTCTACTGTTCCTTCTAGAAGAACGAATCCTGCCTTCTTTAAAGGAGTTACTGAAGGGCGGTCGGGGGTTGGGGGCCCCCAGCCCATACTTGGGGCTGGGGCCCGTCCTTGGTTTTTCCCCTTAAAACTAAGTATAGTCAGACTATACTTAGTTTTAAGGGGAAAAACCAAGGAAGAGCCCCAGCCCCAACTATGGGCTGGGGTCGGGGGCCCCTAGCCCCAACTTGGGGCAGGGGCCCCCAAGCCCGTTCTTGGTTTTTCCCCTTAAAACTAAGTATAGTCAGACTATACTTAGTTTTAAGGGGAAAAACCAAGGAAGAGCCTACTCTAAGCAAACAAATAAGAACGAATCCTGCCTTCTTGGAGTTATTGAAGGGGCCCCACCCTTCTGTCCCCTCGCTGAAGCAGCCGGTGCGGAGCAACCGGTTGCTCCGCACCAGCCTACTCTTAACAAACAAACCGAAGGGTACAGGCAAACAAACCGAAAAGGAAAGAACAAACCGAAGGGTACAGGCAAACAAATAAGAGTGGGCCCCTATTAAAAGGGCTTCTGCGGTGTTCCGAAGGGCCTACTCTAAACAAACCGAAGGGTACAGGCAAACCTCAGAGGGCAAACCTCAGAGGGCAAACCGAAGGGTACAGTCAAACCTAAGGGTACAGGCAAACCGAAGGGGCAAACCTCAGAGGGCAAACCTCAGAGGGCAAACCGTAGGAGGGCAAACAAAGGAGGGCGAACCGAAGGGTACAGGCAAACCGAAGGGTACAGGCAAACCGAAGGGTACAGGCAAACAAACAAATAAGAGCTGTTATTAAGAAGTTTAGAACTGCACTACCTTATAAGATTCTCCCGAAATATTAAAGATATGTAATACTTTTTAATTATTAAGAATTATCAAGATTTCTTTTCCCCCTCTTCCCCTCTTCCCCTCTCTGTAGGTTTTTCCTCGGGGGCCCCTAGCCCCAAGTTGGGGCTAGGGGCCCCCGACCCTTATAATTAACTATAACAAAGTTATAGTTAATTATAAAGGGAAAAACCAAGGAAAGGCCCCTCGATGGCCGGGGCTCGATGGCCGCCCTGTCCTTGTTTTTTCCCTTAAACCTAAGTATAGACCGAAGGGGTCTAGCTATACTTAGGTTAAAGGGAAAAAACAAGGAAAGAAGGAGGCCGGGGGTGGCCATCGAACCCGGGTGTCCTACGAACCCTTGTTTTTTCCCTTTATAAATAAGTTTAGCTAGACCCCTTCGGTCTAAACTTATTTATAAAGGGAAAAAACAAGGAAAGGCCTTCCCCTCGATGGCCCCTCGATGGCCGGGGCTCGATGGCCGCCCCTTCTGCGGCCATCGAGGGGCCATCGAACCCGGGGGTTCGATGGCCCCTCGATGGCCTCCTTCGGGTTCGATGGCCCCTCGATGGCCGCAGAAGGGGCGGCCATCGAGCCCCGGCCATCGAGGGGCCATCGAGGGGGGTGGCCACCCTTGGTTTTCCCATTAAAACTAATTATATTTAAATATAATTAGTTTTAATGGGAAAAACCAAGGAAATAAGGGGCGGTCGGGGGACCCAGCCCATAGTATGGGCTGGGGTTGGGGGCCCCTGCCCCAACTTGGGGCAGGGGCCCCCGAGCCCCCGACCGCCCCTTATGCGGCCATCGAGGGGGGTGGCCTACGAGGGGAAAGCGGAGGAAGAGCCCAAGCAGCGGCGTTTAAAGAAGAACAGCCGGTTCCCTCTAGGAACTGCTCTAAACCGCTCTAGGAACTGCTATAAACCGCTCTTCCGCTATGAAACAAAAAGAGAGGCCATAGCACTTTAAGGGAAACCTGTGCGGAGCAACCGGTTTCTCCGCACCGGCTGCAGCAGTTCTGAGAAGTTAGAAGTTTAGTCTAACTAAACTTCTACCTATAAGGGGCCCATCCTATAAGGTGAACCAGCAGAAAGCCCATTATAACTTATTCTTACTTACTTATAAGTTATAATGGGTGCTCTTCCGCTATGAAACAAAGGAAGGCCCCAGCCTATTCTAAGTAACTCTAATTAAGTTATACTTATAAGGTTGGGGCCCCTGCCTTTTAAAACCCTTCGGTCTGAAAGGTCTTCCTCCTGCTTCGTACGGAGCAGGGGCTCTCCCCCTCTATGCATCAGCCGGTGCTCCTTAAAAAGGGCTCTATGCGCCCCTTACAGAAGGGGAAAGTTTCCTAGAGGCAGCCGCCGTAAGAAGGGCTCTCTGCGCCCCTTACCGAAGGGGAAAGTTTCCTAGAGGCAGCCGCCGGGAGAAGGGCCTCTTTCCCCTTCGGTAAGGGGCGCAGAGAGCCCTTTTTAAGGAGCACCGGCTGCTGCCTAGAGGGGGCTAGGGCGAGGGAAAGGCTCCTTGTTATTATAAATAAGCCCAGTCCTCTTACCAGAGCACCTTAGGGAACCGGTTCCCCTCTTCCTATGTTTTCCTCTACCCCTCCGGCCTCTTACGCTTCGCTCCCTCCGGTCCGGCTTAAACCTAAGTTTAGCTAGACCCCTTCGGTCTAAACTTAGTTTAAAGCCGGACCGGAGGGAGCGAAGCGTAAGAGGCCGGAGGGGTAGAGGAAAACATAGCAGGACCGGAGGGAAGCCGGACCGGACCGGACCGGAGGGAACGAAGTGGTAGAGGAGCCGGAGGGTAGAAGGCCGGACCGGACCGAACCGGACCGGAGGGAAGGAGAGGAGACGAAGTGGTAGAGGAGCCGGAGCCGTAGGGACTCGGGGGGGCTCGGGGGCCCCCAGCCCCAAGTATGGGCAGGGGCCCCCAGCCCATAGTATGGGCTGGGGCTCGGGGGCCCCAGCCCAGAGTATGGGCTGGGGCCCCCAACCCCCGACCGAAGGGTAGCAGAGCGGAAGAGGGAAGGGAGAGCCGGAGCCGTAGCCGTAGCCGTACCGGAGGGTAGGAGCCGAAGGGTAGCAGAAAGAGAGAGGGGAGGGAGGAAGGAAGGGCCGGGGCTCGATGGCCGCCCCCGGCCATCGAGGGGGTGGCCTATGAACCCCTGCGGTCGGTATAACTAAACTTATTTATAAGAAGAAAAGGAGGGGGTTTAAAGACCGACGGGTACTAGAAGGCTGCAGGTGCTCCTATGAAAAAAAGGAAGACAGCTGTCCTTTCAGTTTCGTATCATACTTAATATATCAATATTTATTTTTAATTAATATACGAAACCTACATAGGAGTCTCTTATGTTGACTGAAAGGTCTTCCTCCTGCTGGTGGCTTTCCTTGGGGTTCGATGGCCAGAAGCAGGGGCTCGATGGCCGCCCCTTCTGCGGTCGGGGGCCCCAGCCCATACTATGGGCTGGGGCCCCCGAGCCCTTCCTTCTACCCTCCGGCTCTCCCCTCTTTCCCTCCGGTCCCTACGGCTCCGGTTCGGTACGGCTATGTTTTCTCCACCCCTTCGGTTTAAAACTAAGTATAGCTAGACCCCTTCGGTCTATACTTAGGTTTAAGCCGGACCGTAGGGACCGAAGGGTAGCAGAGCGTAAGAGGCCGGAGGGGTAGAGGAAAACATAGAGAGAGCCGTAGGGTAGGGGCTCGTTGGCCGCCCCCGGCCAACGAGGGGGTGGCCATCGAACCCCAAGGAAAGCCCTTCTGCCCTTTTTTTCCTATTCTAAATAATTAGACATAAGTAAACTTACTTACTTACTTACTTATAAGAGGAAAACGGAGCACATTGGCCAGCAGTTCGGCACTGAAAGGACTGAAAGGATACGGGGTTCTTCTCGAACGTCCGCAAGAACTGCTTCTACGAGACCGGGCTGCTGCACTGAAAGGACTGAAAGGATACGGACGCGTAGCTGCTAGGGGGCACTGAAAAGGTCTGCCCTTTGCTGCGTGCACTTTTATTTAGGTCTTATAACTGACCTTTCAGTATTGCTGCGGCAGAATTCATTGCCACTTAGAAGGAAGTAAGACTGAAAGGACCTGGAACCTTTCAGTACTTTCTTTCCTTTGTTTCATAGCCGAAGAGCAGCAGCTCTCTTCCTCCTGCTGTTCTTCGCAGAACAGCAGGAGGAAGAGAGCTGCTGCTCTTCGGCTATGAAACAAGGTGCTCCGTTTTTGTGTTATAATAAACTATACTTAGGTAAAGTTAATTATAAACCAAAAACGGCGCACCTAGTTCAAGACTGTAAGGTCTGCTGGAAGCAGCAGAAGAACCAGCAGTTCTTACCTGCTGTTCTTCGCAGCAGTTCTTGGGCAGCTCTTACTCACTTATAAGTAAGTAAGTAAGTAAGTAAGTAAGTAAGTAAGTAAGTAAGTAAGTAAGTAAGTCTTGGAGCCTGGAAGTTTCGTATTTAACTTATTAATAAGTATAGTTAATTATAATACGAAACAAAGTAAAGACCGACCTATACTCTAATATAATTAAATATAATTTAATATTAAAGTAATGTGTTTGCGATAAAAAGCAAGCTTCGTATTCTAAAATATATTTAGAATTCTGTTTTTATTTATTAAAAAAATAGATTTAAAAAAATTGCCTAAATTAAGGTCTTCCTTTCTTTTTATATACAAGAGATGTATTATACACTGTCAATTTATTCTTTTATTTTTCAAAAATTAAAAATTTGTAAAAAATGCTTATTTGTTTTATATAGATTTATTTTCTTTATAAAAGAAACAGTATAGACTGGACAATTTAAAAAAAGTCAAGTGCTACTGTTAAATACCGGCTGCTTGCATAGCAGCCGGAGAACAACTAATAAAACAAAGGTTTTTTATTATATGTGTTTTTTGTAGTTGTTTTATCCCAACCTTTTAGGTTTTCCTTTCTTTCTAGCTTTTGGTATTATTAGTCTTCCTGCTTCTGTTCTTGTCTACATCTGCTTCTTTATTCTTATTCTTAATTAACGGAGTTTTTTTACTTTCTCTTATCCCCCTCTTATCTTATAAGTCCCTCTACATAAAGCCTTATCTATAGAAAATTAATTCTAAACCGAACGGGAATTCCCCATAGGTATAAAATAAGAGAAAGTAATAAAACCGAAGGTTTCTTGCGGGACCAGCATCCGAAGCAGCAGAAGAAACCGCATAGAGCAGCAGAAGACCGGTCTTCTTGTGCTTCCTCCGCTTTCCCTCCGGTTTCCCATTATAAATAAGTTTAGACCGAAGGGGTCTAGCTAAACTTATTTATAAACCGGAGGGGTGGAGAAAACATAGGGTTCGATGGCCACCCCCTCGATGGCCGGGGGCGGCCATCGAGCCCCGGCCCTTCCTTCCTCCCTCCCCTCTCTCTTTCTGCTACCCTTCGGCTCCTACCCTCCGGTACGGCTACGGCTACGGCTCCGGCTCCCTCTACCACTTCGTCCTCTTACGCTCTGCTACCCTTCGGTCCCTCCGGTCCGGTTCCCTCTTCCGCTCTGCTACCCTTCGGTCGGGGGCTCGGGGGCCCCTGCCCCAAGTATGGGCAGGGGCCCCCAGCCCATACTATGGGCTGGGGGCCCCTGCCCATACTTGGGGCAGGGGCCCCCGAGCCCCCCCGAGTCCCTACGGCTCCGGCTCCTCTACCACTTCGTCTCCTCTCCTTCCCTCCGATCCGGTTCGGTCCGGTCCGGTCCGGTCCGGTCCGGCTCTCCCTCCCTCCCCTCCTCTCCCTTCTACCCTCCGGCTACCCTCCGGTCCGGTCCGGGTAGACCACTTCGTCCTCTTACGCTCTGCTACCCTTCGGTCCCTCCGGTACGGCTACGGCTACGGCTTCGGCTTCGGTCCGGGCCGGCCTTCCCTCTTTCCCTCCGGCTCCTTCCCTCCGGTACGGCTCCGGCTCTCCTTCCCTACGGTCCGGTTATGTTTTCTCCACCCCTATATGGCCGCAGAAGGGGTTGGGGGGGGTTGGGGGCCCCCAGCCCATACTTGGGGCTGGGGGCCCCCGAGCCCCAGCCTTGGGGCTGGGGCCCCCGAGCGGCCATATAGCCCCTTCGGTTTAAAACTAAGTTTAGCTAGACCCCTTCGGTCTAAACTTAGTTTAAAGCCGGAGCCGGAGCCGTACCGGAGGGAAGGAGCCGGAGGGAAAGAGCCGGAGGGTAGGAGCCGGAGGGAACGAAGTGGTAGAGGGAAAACATAGGAAGAGGGGAAAGCAAACGCTCGGGGGTTCGATGGCCACCCCCCTGGCCATCGAACCCCCGACCGGTTGCTCCGCACAAGAAGAGCGGTTCTTGAAGAACACCCTCAGCAACCGGTTGCTGAACACCCGCTGCTGTTATTTACGGTTGCTGAGGACCGGTTTCCGTAGGCCGCCTCTTAGTACTTCCCCTTTAGGTTCCGCGGGGGTTCTTCTTTCCTATGTTTCGACCCCGCCCATTCTAATTATCTATACCTACGTTATAGATAATAAGAATGGGCGGGGTCGAAACATAGGAAAGAAGAACCCCCGCGGAACCTAAAGGGGAACTACATAAGAGGGGGCTTACGCAACCTTGCTAAAAGAAGCAGACTTACGTATAAGTATAAGTATAAGTATAAGTAAGTCTCCCTAGAAGGATACTTAATTAGAATAGTGAACTAAAGGAGCCCGGCAGCGGTAAACCGGCGAAGCAGCCAGCAGACTTACTTATAAGTAAGTTGAGTAGGTCTGCTGGCTGCTTCGCCGGTTTCCCTCTGCCAAACGTCGGCTCCCCGCAGCAACCGGTTGCTGAGGGGAGCCGACGTTCGGGCGGCCGCTTACTTATAAGATTCGTATTATCATTAAGTATAACTACGTATACTTAATGATAATACGAAACCTTTCTCTCGGATGCCGGGCTATAGAGGTTTACCCAGCAGAAGACCTTTCAGTGGAAAACTACTTATCAGTAAGTCGGGACTGAAAGGTCTACCCATCCACTTTAAGGCTTTGGAGACTCCTTTGTTTGGTTGGGACACTACTAAGTAAGAGAAACTGAAAGGTGACTTATAAGTAAGTAAGTAAGTAAGTAAGTAAGTAAGTAAGTAAGTAAGTAAGTAAGTAAGTAAGTAAGACTTACTATTTTTGTAGACTCTTTGCTCCTTTTGCTGGTTCCCTTTTTAAAAGTCTTTGCCTTTTTCTTTGCCTTTTTCTTTGCTCCTTTAAGGAGACTCTTTGCTGTTCCTTTTTGCTCTTTTGCTCTTTTGTAAGTGGCTTTCCCTCTGTTTCGTATCAGAATTAACTATACTTAAACTAGGTTACTTATGATACGAAACAAAGGACTTACTTACCGAAGGGTATTACCGAAGGGTCTTCTGCTGGCTTACCGAAGGGTAATGTCCGAAGGGTAAGAAGGGTACTCTCTTACTCTCTTACTAGCTTACCGTAGGGTACTCTCTTACTCTCTTACTAGCTTACCGTAGGGTACTCTCTTACTTACTCTCTTACTTACTAACTTAGCGAAGCGTACTGGCCCACTACCCTTCGGTTACTTAGCGAAGCGTACTGGCTTAGCGAAGCGTACTGGCCCACTACCCTTCGGTTACTTACTTACTTACTTATAAGACTGTAAGGTCTTCTGGCAGCAGAACCTGCTGCGGAGTCTTACAGTCTTACTTACTTATAAGTGACCTTTCTTATAAGGGCCACTAAAGAGGCTAAACTTTCAGTGCCCGTCTGAAGTTTACTATTATAATTAACGTATAAGTTAATTATAATAGTAAACTTCAGACGGGCACTGAAAGTTTAGCCTCTGAAAGGTCTTCTGCAAGCAGGGCTGCTGGCTGCACTGAAAGGTCTTCTGGAAGCAGCAGAAGAACCAGCAGTTCTTACCTGCAGTTCTTCAAGAAACTCTATACCCTTTTTCTTAGAATAATTAACTATACTTATAGGTTAATTCCCCAAAAAAGGGAAGCCGGAAATGTCAGGATGTTTTTAGTGACTAAACAAATATACTTTCAGTAACCCTAGGGTTTTTTACAAGCCTAGCAAGTGGTACTAAAAACACTGTTTTTCCATTTTTAAACGTCTAAGAAAATCTAAGAGAAGTATGTAACAAGCACTTCTTATATATTTAAAGAAATTTTTTTACAAATAGAAATTTGTATTAATTTAAATAAAAAACATGTAAACAAATTTTTTTAAGAGTAATGTTAAAAAAAGAATTTTAAATTCTTTAAAATTTCAAAATGGCTGTACCAAGTGCGACTCGTTAAACCAGTAAAATCTAAAAACCTATTGTTAATTTATAAGGAATTTATAATTATTTGTTAATCTAAAAATGTTTACAAACAAATAAGTGAAAGTATGGTTAAGCATTGAATGACTATAAACACTAGCTGTTCTTATGAAACTTTTAAAACATCAATGAAATTCAGGTATATTTTTCATAAAAAAAAGCAATTTTATTGTTAAACTACTTTCTAAGAGACCTGGAGACCTTTCATTCAACATAGCAGTTCTGAGAGCGGCGAGAGCAGGTTTCGTATGATAATTTTAAATAAATATTGATATATTAAGTATAATACGAAACTTACTTAAGAGCGTTGGCCTCTAGGGCTTTCTGCTGCTTTTAAAACCGGTGTTCTGCGGTTCTTGCAACCGGTTTAAGGCGAAGCAGCCGGCCGGCTGCTTCGCCTTAAACCGGTTGCAAGAGTGGGCTCGGGGGGGCCCCAGCCTTCTGCCAAGTATGGGCTGGGGCCCCCCTGACCCCCTTTAAGAACACTTTAAGGCGTTCCTGCAGCTTTAAGGCAAGAACCCATAGCACTTTAAGGGAAACCGGCTGCCGGAAGCCCCTTATAAGTTTAGTTAGACTAAAATATAAGGGGCTTCCGGCAGCCGCTCTCAGAACTGCTATAAACTCTTTCTTCCTTTGTTTCAGAGCCGAAGCGCAGGCCCCTGCTCTTCGGCTCTGAAACAAAGGGGATCCGCCAGCATCCGGCCAGCAGACGTATGGCTGGTTACTTAAGTATTATAACTTACTTATAAGAATCTAATTAGTTATAATACTTACGTAACCGGAGCACCTACCTAGTCCTTTGTTTTCTACTTTACGGGGCTCGTACTAGCCCTAGCCCTTTAAGGGGCACCCGTTCGAGGCAGAAGGGCTGCTGGTGGCTTTCCTTGGATTTTCCCCTCTTTCCCCTCGTAGGCTCGGGGGCCCCAAGGCTGGGGCCCCCGAGCCTACGAGGGGAAAGAGGGGAAAGTTTACCATTATAAATAAGTTTAGTTAGACCGACCGCCGGGTGGCTGCTTCTGTCCTTGTTTTTTCCTCGGGGGCCCCTAGCCCCAAGTTGGGGCTAGGGGCCCCCGACCATTATAATTAACTATAACTAAGTTATAGTTAATTATAATGGGCTAGATCTTTTTACCATTATAAATAAGTACAGCCTCCCTCTTACACTTCGTTCCCTTCCGCCTCCTACCGCCCCTCCGGCTACGGCCCTCTTACCCTTTCCCCTACGGCGGCCTCTCTCCCTCCCCTCTTACACTTCGTCCTCTTACGCTTCGCTCCCTCCGGTACGGCTACGGCTCCGGTCCGGTCCGGCTCTTACCCTTCGGTCCCTACGGCTCCGGTTCTCTCCCCTCCCTTCCTTCCCTCTACCACTTCGTCCGACAGAGCTCTGCTACCCTTTCCCCTACGGCGGCCTCTCCTCTACCACTTCGTTCCCTTCGGTCCGGTCCGGTACGGCTCCGGGGGTGGCCACCCCCTGGCCATCGAAGGGGCGGAGCAACCGGCGGGTGCTCCGCCCCGCTACCCTCCGGTCCGGCCTTCCCTCTTACACTTCGTCTCCTCCCCTTCGGTACGGCTCCGGCTACCCTCCGGTCCGGTCCGGCTCTTACGCTCTGCTACCCTTCGGCCTCTTACGCTCTGCTACCCTTCGGCCGACAGAGCTACCCTTCGGCCTCTTACGCTCTGCTACCCTTCGGTCCCTCCGGTCCGGTCCGGTACGGCTACGGCTCCGGTCCGGCTACGGCTACGGCTACGGCTCCGGCTGAGGCTCTTTCCCTTCGGTCTAAACTTATTTATAATGGTAAAAATTCCTCGCCTTCTGCCTCGTAGAAGCAGCCTCCCTCTTTTCCCTTCGGTAAGCGGGTTCGATGGCCACCCCCCCCCACCCCCTGGCCGCCCTTCCTTCCCCTCCCTCCCTCCTTCCCTACGGCTACGGCTCCGGCTCTTTCCCTCCGGTCCCTACGGCTCCGGCTCTTACGCTCTGCTACCCTTCGGTCGGGGGCTCGGGGGCCCCAGCCCCAAGTATGGGCAGGGGCCCCCAACCCCAGCCCATACTATGGGCTGGGGCTGGGGGCCCCTGCCCATACTTGGGGCTGGGGGCCCCCGAGCCCCCGAGTCCCTACGGCTACGGCTCCGGCCTTCTACCCTCCGGCCTTCCCTCTACCACTTCGTCCGACAGAGCTACCCTTCGGCTCCTTCCCTCCGGTCCGGTACGGCTCCGGCTACCCTCCGGTCCGGTACGGCTCCTCTACCACTTCGTTCCCTCCGGTAAGGTCCGGCTATGTTTTTCCCATTATAATTAATTATAACTTAGTTATAATAATTATAATGGGAAAAACATAGGAAGAAGGGGAGCTTCCCCTCGATGGCCGGGGCTCGATGGCCGCCCCCGGCCATCGAGGGGGTGGCCATCGAACCCTTGGAAATTCCCATTTAAATGAACTATAACAAAGTTATAGTTCATTTAAATGGGAATTTCCAAGGAGAGGCTCGGGGGCTCCAGCCCATAGTATGGGCTGGGGCTCGGGGGCCCCCAGCCCATAGTATGGGCTGGGGCCCCCAACCCCCGACCGCCCTTCTTACGGCCATCGAGGGGGCGGCCTACGAGCCCGGAGGGAAAGCGGAGGAAAGAAGAACCCCGGTGTTCTTCTTTCCCCTCGCTGAAGCAGCCGGGGTGGCCAGCGAACCCTCTTCCTATGTTTTTCCCATTATATATAAGTTTAGACCGAAGGGGTCTAGCTAAACTTATATATAATGGGAAAAACATAGGGTTCGATGGCCACCCCCTATATGGCCGGGGGCGGCCATCGAGCCCTGTCCTTGTTTTTTCCTCGGGGGCCCCTAGCCCCAAGTTGGGGCTAGGGGCCCCCAACCCTTAAACCTAAGTATAGTCTAACTATACTTAGTTTTAAGGGGAAAAAACAAGGAAAGAAGGAGGCCTCCTTCTTTCCTTGTTTTTTATCGGGGGCCCCCAGCCCCAAGTTGGGGCTGGGGGCCCCCGACCATTAAAACTAAGTATAGCTAGACCCCTTCGGTCTATACTTAGTTTTAATGGAAAAAACAAGGACAGGGCGGGTTCGATGGCCACCCCGGCCATATAGGGGCCATATAGCAAGAACCGGCCCTTCCTTCCTTCTACCCTCCGGCTTCCCTCCGGTCCGGCTCCTCTACCCCTTCGTTCCCTCCGGTCCGGCTTCCCTCCGGTCCGGCTATGTTTTTCCCATTATAAATAAGTATAGTCTGACTAAACTTATTTAGAAATGGAAAAACATAGCCGGACCTTACCGAAGGGAACGAAGTGGTAGAGGAGCCGGACCGGACCGGAGGGAACGAAGTGGTAGAGGAGCCGGACCGTAGGGAAGGAGAGAAGGAAGGAAGGGCTGCTTCGCAGAAGGGGCGGCCATCGACCCTGCTTCTACGAGGGGAAAGAAGGGCGGCTTCTGCTTTCCCCTCGTAGGCCGCAGAAGGGCGGTCGGGGGGTTGGGGGCCCCAGCCCATCCTATGGGCTGGGGGCCCCCGAGCCCCAGCCCATCCTATGGGCTGGGGCTCGGGGGCCCCAGCCCATAGGATGGGCTGGGGTTGGGGGCCCCTGCCCCAACTTGGGGCAGGGGCCCCGAGCCCCCCCGAGCCTACGAGACTGAAAGGTCCAGAGCACCGCTTTCCCCTCGTAGAAGAAGCCGGGGCTCGATGGCCGCCCTTCTTCCGGCCATCGAGGGGGTGGCCTACGAACCCCTCCGGTTTCCCATTATAATTAACTATAACTAAGTTATAGTTAATTATAATGGGAAACCGGAGGGGTTCGTAGGCCACCCCCTCGATGGCCGGAAGAAGGGCGGCCATCGAGCCCCGGCTTCTTCTACGAGGGGAAAGCGGTGCTTGGAAGAGCAAGAACAGAGAGCCCTTATAACGGCTGCTGCATAGAGGGCTAGGAAGGGCACCCCAGACAAGGCAAGGGCGCTGGGAAACAGCAGAAAACCCCCTTTCAGTCCTGCTTCCTGAAAGGATTTACCTGCTCTATGCCAGGCCTATTTCAAAAAAAGGATGAAAGGTCTTCCGCTGCTGCAGGTGCTCCAAAAAAGGGACGGATTGTTTCGTATTCTAAACCCTCTACCTAAGGGGTTTAGAATACGAAACCTTACTAGCCGCCTGACATACGGCAGAAGAACCCCCAACTGAACACTTACTTATAAGTAAGTAAAGTTAAGTAAAGTCTACCAAAAAAAGCTCTTCTTTTCTGTATTCCAGGAAAAGCCTAAGAAGAACTTCTCTTCTTGCACTTTATACAATTTCCCCGCTCTTTCTGTGACTAATAAATAAATAAGTAAGTAGAAAAGCTTGTCCCTTACCATTGAGAAAAGAAAAAGAAGAAGAACACTAGTTAGGCAAAAGCTAAACGAAGCCGTAGGGTTTGGTTCCTCCTAACGACTAGCCTCCTTCGGGTAAGAGGAGGCAAAAGGGGGAATAGACGAATCACCGAAAGAAAAACAGCAATGTTTAACTTACTTAGCGAAGCGTTTCCTCCGTTTTCCCTCCGGTTCTCCACCCCTTCGGTTTAAAATTAACTATAACCTGGTTATAGTTAATTTTAAACCGAAGGGGTGGAGAAGGCCCACTACCCTTCGGTTAGCGAAGCGTACTGGCTTAGCGAAGCGTTTCCTCCGCTTTCCCTCCGGTTCTCCACCCCTTCGGTTTAAAATTAACTATAACCTGGTTATAGTTAATTTTAAACCGAAGGGGTGGAGAAGGCCCACTACCCTTCGGTTAGCGAAGCGTACTGGCTTAGCGAAGCGGACTGGCTTACTTACTTACTTACTTATAAGTATATAAACTATATTTATATACTTATTTACTAACAGCTAAACTTTTTTATGTAGGTGTTCTACATATAAAGGAAAAAATGTAGAATATAAAAAATTTTACTTACTAAAACGAACAGTTTTTTTGTTAAAATTTTATACCTTTTGTTTTGGTATAAAAAAAACGAATGTTATATAAGTCAAACCTATCTTTTAAAATATATAAATTTCAACGAGGATATTTTTTGTACAGTATACAAAGAATAAGGATTCTTTTTAAAAAAATAAAAAAGACTTTAGAATAAGAATAAGAATAAGACTCTGAAAAAGAATATGAATAAGAATATGAAGATGAATATGAATAAGAATTTGAATAAGAATAAAAATAAGAATAAAAATATATAGAATAATAATACTAATAATAATAAGAATAATAATAAGAATAAGAATAAGAATAAGAATAAGAATAAGAATAAGAATAGGAATAAGAATAATTATAAGAATAATTATAAGAATAATTATAATAAGAATAATAAAATAATAAGAATAATAATAAGAATAGGAATAAGAATAAGATTAAGAGCTTTATAATGCTTAGCAATAAGACCCTGCTCTATAATCAGTTGAGGGCTGAAACTCTTGCCTGTTTCTTCCTTACGGTACTTTGCCTTTAAAAACGCATCCCTCTTTTGGGCCTTGGGCAGTGGCTTTACTTGGTTTTTCCTCGGGGGCCCCTAGCCCCAAGTTGGGGCTAGGGGCCCCCGACCATTATAATTAACTATAACTTAGTTATAGTTAATTATAATGGTCGGGGGCCCCTAGCCCCAACTTGGGGCTAGGGGCCCCCGAGGAAAATCCAAGGGTTCGTAGGCCACCCCCCCCCTCTTCCCCTCTTCCTTTGTTTTTCCCCATAAAACTAAGTTTAGCTAGACCCCTTCGGTCTAAACTTAGTTTTATGGGGAAAAACATAGCCGGACCGGAGGGTAGCCGGAGCCGTAGCCGTAGCCGTACCGGACCGGACCGGAGGGACCGAAGGGTAGCAGAGCGTAAGAGGCCGAAGGGTAGCTCTGTCGGCCGAAGGGTAGCTCTGTCGGCCGAAGGGTAGCTCTGTCGGCCGAAGGGTAGCAGAGCGTAAGAGCCGGACCGGACCGGAGGGTAGCCGGAGCCGTAGGGACCGAAGGGTAGCAGAGCGTAAGAGGGAAGGGAGAGGAGCCGGAGCCGTAGCCGTAGGGAAGGAGGGAGGGAGGGAAGGAAGGGCCCCTCGTTGGCCGGGGGGCCTTCGAACCCGGGGCTCGATGGCCGCCCCTTCTGCGGCCATATAGGGGGTGGCCATCGAACCCTATGTTTTCTCCACCCCTTCGGTTTAAAACTTAGTTTAGCTAGACCCCTTCGGTCTAAACTTAGTTTTAAACCGAAGGGGTGGAGAAAACATAGGAGAGGCTCGGGGGGCCCCAGCCCATAGTATGGGCTGGGCCCCCCCGACCGCAGAAGGGGCGGCCATCGAGCCCCGGGTTCGAAGGCCCCCTATATGGCCGCAGAAGGGGCGGCCATCGAGCCCCGGCCAACGAGGGGCCTTTCCTTGGGTTTTCCCTTATAAATAAGTTTAGACCGAAGGGGTCTAAACTTATTTATAAGGGAAAACCCAAGAGAGAGGGGAAAGCCAGCAGTTCTGAGAACCCCTTTCAGACAAAGGGGCTCCTTTTTTAGGCGGGCGTTCAGTCTCTTCGCCCCCCCTCTATGCTCCCTCTTTACCCTTCGGCGGCGGGCTCTTATGTAGTTCTTATAGGTGGCCCCCCTCTAGGCTCCGGGGCTCTTATGCTTATAAGATAATACCCCTCTTCCGGGTTCTTGCCGGTGCTCAGCAACCGGTTGCTACCAGCAGCGGGCGGCAAGACCCCGGAAGAGGGGCGGCCTACGGAAACCGGTGCTCAGCAACCGGTTGCTACCAGCAGCGGTCGGCAAGAACCCGAAAGAGGGGCTCGTTATAGCCCTTCTGCCTATAGTCCCTCATTTTAAAGCCCGCCGATGCTTGGAGGGCCTATAGGCAGAAGGTATAGAACTCGGCAAGAATACGGAAGAGGGGCAGCCTACGGAAACCGGTGCTCAGCAACCGGTTGCTACCAGCAGCGGTCGGCAAGAACCCGAAAGAGGGGCGCGTTATAGCCCTTCTGCCTATAGGGCCTCCAAGCATCGGCGGGCTATTCCTTGGTTTTCCTCTACCCCTCTTCCTATGTTTTCCTCTACCCCTCCGGGCTCGTAGGCCGCCCTTCTGCGGCCTCTCCTATGTTTTCCTCTACCCCTCCGGCCTCTTACGCTCTGCTACCCTTCGGTCCCTCCGGTCCGGCTTAAAACTAAGTATAGACCGAAGGGGTCTAGCTATACTTAGGTTTAAGCCGGACCGGAGGGACCGAAGGGTAGCAGAGCGTAAGAGGCCGGAGGGGTAGAGGAAAACATAGGAAGAGGGGCTCGTAGGCCGCCCCCGGCCTACGAGGGGGCGATTTTCTCCGCCCCTCCGGCTTATAAATAAGTTTAGACCGAAGGGGTCTAGCTAAACTTATTTATAAGCCGGAGCCGTAGGGAAGGAGGGAGAAAAGAAAGGGTCCAGGCTCCGGCTTAAACCTAAGTTTAGACCGAAGGGGTCTAGCTATACTTAGGTTTAAACCGGAGGGGTGGAGAAAACATAGCCGGACCGGACCGGAGGGAAGGAGAGCCGGAGGGTAGAAGGAAGGGCCTGCTTGCAGAAGGGGCGGCCATCGAGCCCCTCCGTCTCCTACCCTCCGGTTCGGTTCCTTTTCCCATTATAAATAAGTTTAGTCAGACCGAAGCCGGAGCTAGGGATTTTTACCCTTATAAATAAGTTTAGCTAGACCGAAGGGGTCTAGCTAAACTTATTTATAAGGGTAAAAATTACTCGCCTTCTGCCTCGTAGAAGCAGCCGGGGCTCGATGGCCGCCCCCGGCCATCGAGGGGGCGGTCGGGGGCCCCAGCCCATACTTGGGGCTGGGGCCCTTCCTTGGTTTTTCCCGCTAAAACTAAGTATAGTCTGACTATACTTAGTTTTAAGCCGGAGGGACCGGAGGGGGTAGAGGAAAACCAAGGAAGAGCCCGGAGGGGTAGAGGCTGGACTTATTTATAATGGGAAAAGGAACCGAACCGGAGGGTAGGAGCCGGAGGGGCTCGATGGCCGCCCCTTCTGCAAGCAGGCCCTTCCTTCTACCCTCCGGCTCTCCTTCCCTCCGGTCCGGTCCGGCTATGTTTTCTCCACCCCTCCGGTTTAAACCTAAGTATAGCTAGACCCCTTCGGTCTAAACTTAGGTTTAAGCCGGACCGGAGGGACCGAAGGGTAGCAGAGCGTAAGAGGCCGGAGGGGTAGAGGAAAACATAGGAAGAGGGGGTAGAGGAAAAAAAGGAAAGGCAGAAGGGCGGCATTTCAAAGCCCGCCTTTAAAAGGAGGCCCTATAGGCAGAAGGGCGGCCTACTCGGCAAGAATCCGGAGCCTAGAGAGGGCGGACTACGAGGGTAGAGCCCACTTACTTATAAGTAAGACCTACATATAAGAGCATAAGAGGGGTTTCGTTTTTCTACGGGGTTTTTCCTTTTTTTCTACCTTTTAGGGCTTTCTTATTATTTCTGTTTCTAATTAATTCCCTCTAGGTTTCCTGGAGGTTCTTCCCCCCCTCTAGACTCAGATGGCTCTTATTTTTTTTATTTAGGTCTTATAAGATTAAGATGGGTCGGGGCCCCTAGCTACAACTCTGGCAGCAGCGGTTCTTGCCGCTTTCAGACCTTGCCCCTAGACTGTAAGGTCTTCTGCTGCTGCTTCAGACTGAAAGGGGGAATGAAAGTATTTCCTTCTAGGATCCGGTTCTTGCACGGCTCTTTACTTTCAGTAAGGACTGAAAGGGGCCGGCCTATAAAAAGGGCCTTCTTTCAGTCAGCAGACCTTTCAGTCCACTGAAAGGTCTACGTCTAAGCTAGGACCCTTCGGTCCACTGAAACGACTGACTGGAAGACTGCGGGGTATGTAGGTCTTATAAGTTCTTATGTGGGTCTTATAAGTAAGTTAGACGGGCAGGACCTTTCAGTCGGGACTAGGGCACTTACTTATAAGTAAGCGGCTGCTGCCAGACTAGGGGCCCAGCAGAAGACCTTTCAGTAGGGGCCGCTTTTAGTCCACTGAAAACGGCCCCTACTGAAAGGTCTTCTGCGGTCACCCCACTGAAAGGGTCGAGTCTAATCAGGTCTTACTTACTTACTTACTTACTTACTTACTTACTTACTTACTTACTTACTTACTTACTTACTTACTTATAAGACCTACATAAGAAACCACTTATATTTATTATAAGACCTACATACATAAGAGGGGGCCCATAAGAACTAAAGGGGCGGGGCTCGTAGACTTACTTATAAGACCCCGGCTGATGAGACTCGACCCTTTCAGTGGGGGGGCGAACACTTACTTATAAGACCTACATAAGAGAAGTCTTACTTACTTACTTACTTACTCTCTTACTTACTTACTTACTTACTTATAAGACTAAGATCCCCGGATCCTTTCAGTCTTATAAGTAAGTAAGTAAGTAAGAGAGTAAGTAAGTAAGTAAGTTAGTAAGTAAGTAAGTAAGTAAGTAAATAAGTAAGCCAGTACCCTTCGGGAATACCCTTCGGGAATACCCTTCGGGAATACCCTTCGGTACGTAAGTCTGGCCTATAGGAAGTTTTCCTATTCTAACTATACTTAGGTATAGTTAGAATAGAAAAACTTCGGTCTGCTGCTTTGTTTTTCCTGCAGCAGGAGGAAGACCTTTCAGTGGCCTGGCATAGAGCAGGGAAGACCTTTCCGTGGCCCCTAGACTGCAAACTGCTGCTGTTCTTCGGAGCCTGGGGCAGCGTAGCAGCCCCTTTCAGTCTAGGGGGCACCGACCAAGAACTGCTGCTGGTTCCCTTAACCCTTCGGTCCGAAGGGTCTTCGGCTGCAGAGTCCGGCATAACGAACCCGCCTTACTGAAAGGAAAGAGCCGTGCAAGAGGGTTTTAAAGGGAACCAGCAGCAGTTCTTGGTCGGGGGTTGGGGGCCCGTCCTTGGTTTTTCCCCTTAAACCTAAGTATAGTCAGACTATACTTAGGTTTAAGGGGAAAAACCAAGGAAAGCCCCAACTTGGGGCTGGGGGCCCCCGAGCCCTAGCCCAACGCCGAAGAACAGCAGCAGCTTGCAGTCTAGGGGCCACGGAAAGGTCTTCCCTGCTCTATGCCAGGCCACTGAAAGGGCGAGGAAGTTTATTTATCCTATTCTAATTAACTATACTTAGGTATAGTTAATTAGAATAGGATAAAGAAAGGGCTGGCCTTCCTTTGTTTCATAGCCGAAGAGCAGCAGAAGACCCCACCTCGGAGACCGAAGGGTCTTCCTCCTGCTGTTCTTCGCAGAAGAGGGGGTTCATCCTTCGGCGAACCTTTCAGTCGAGGCAAAACGGCGGCTCCCCTTAAAGGAGCACCCATTTTTAGTAGAACTAAAATTCTAAGGGCATGCCTTCATTTTTTGTTTCATAGCGGAAGAGCCTCACTCCCTCTTATTAGGACTTTAAGGGCTAGGGCGGCCGTTATAGAAGAGTGGGCCCCCTGCTTTAAAGGAGCCCCTCTCTGCCCTTCGAAGAAGGGCGGCCTACGAACCCCTCCGGTTTCCTATTATAAATAAGTCCAGCTCTTTCCCTCCGGCTTACGCTCCGCTTCCCCTCGTAGAAGCAGGCTCTCTCCTACCGCTCGTGAGCCCCAGCCCCAAGGCCCCCGACCCCTCCGGCTACGGCTCTCTCTTAGGTAAGTTTTCTCCACCCCCTCGATGGCCGCCCGCCGAAGGAGGCCATCGAGGGGGTGGAGAAAACATAGCCGGACCTTACCGGAGCCGTAGCCGTACCGGACCGGAGGGACCGAAGGGTAGCAGAAAGAGAGAGGCTCGGGGGCTCGGGGGCCCCTGCCCCAAGTATGGGCAGGGGCCCCCCAGCCCATAGTATGGGCTGGGCCCCCCCCCCCGACCGAAGGGTAGCAGAAAGAGAGAGCCGGAGGGTAGGAGGGGAGAGCCGGACCGGAGCCGTAGCCGTACCGGACCGGAGGGAGGGACCGAAGGGTAGCAGAGCGTAAGAGGCCGAAGGGTAGCAGAGCGTAAGAGGCCGAAGGGTAGCAGAAAGAGAGAGCCGGACCGGACCGGAGGGAACGAAGTGGTAGAGGAGCCGGACCGGAGGGTAGCCGGAGCCGTACCGGACCGGACCGAAGGGAACGAAGTGGTAGAGGAGAGGCCGCCGTAGGGGAAAGGGTAGCAGAGCTCTGTCGGACGAAGTGGTATAGGGAAGGAAGGGAGGGGAGAGCCGGACCGGAGGGAATCCGGACCGGACCGGAGCCGAAGCCGTAGCCGCAGCCGTACCGGAGCCGGAGCCGTACCGAAGGGGAGGAGCCGAAGGGTAGCAGAGCGTAAGAGCCGGAGCCGTAGGGAACGAAGTGGTAGAGGGGAGCCGAAGGGTAGCAGAGCGTAAGAGCCGGACCGGACCGGAGGGTAGCCGGAGCCGTAGGGACCGGAGGGAAAGAGGGAAGGGAGAGGAGGGGAGGGAGGTAGTGCCGGAGCCGTAGCCGTAGGGACCGGAGGGAAAGAGCCGGAGCCGTAGGGACTCGGGGGCCCCAGCCCATAGTATGGGCTGGGGCCCCCGAGTCCCTACGGCTCCGGCTCTCTGTTTTCGCCTACCCTACGGTCCATTCCTTCCCTCCGGTCCGGTACGGCTACGGCGCCGGCTTAAAACTAAGTCCAGTCTCCTTTCCCTCCGGTCGGTCTGACTAAACTTAGTTTTAAACCGAAGGGGCTATATGGCCGCCCGCCCCGGGACGGGGTGGCCATCGAACCCGAAGGAGGCCGGGGGTGGAGAAAACATAGGAAGAGGGGCTCGATGGCCGCCCTGTCCTTGTTTTTCTCCACCCCTCCGGTTTAAAACTAAGTATAGACCGAAGGGGTCTAGCTATACTTAGTTTTAAACCGGAGGGGTGGAGAAAAACAAGGAAAGGAGGAGGCCATCGAGGGGGAAGAGCCCAAACCCATAGAAAAAGTGATTAAAAAAGGTAATAGGGAGGTTTCCCCTCGATGGCCCCTCGCTGAAGCAGCAGGGGTGGCCATCGAAGGGGTGGCCAACCCCTGGCCATCGAAGGGGCTCTTCCTTGGTTTTTACCCTTAAACCTAAGTATAGCTAGACCCCTTCGGTCTATACTTAGTTTTAAGGGTTGGGGGCCCCTAGCCCCAACTTGGGGCTAGGGGCCCCCGAGGAAAAACATAGGGTTCGATGGCCGGGGTGGCCATCGAACCCTATGTTTTTCCCATTATAATTAACTATAACTTTGTTATAGTTAATTATAAGCCGGAGCCGGAGCCGTAGGGAACGAAGTGTAAGAGGGGAGGGAGAAAACATAGGAAGAGGGGGCTCGATGGACGCCCCTTCTGCGGTCGGGGGCCCCAGCCCATACTTGGGGCTGGGGCCCCCGAGCCCTTCCTTCTACCCTCCGGCTACCCTCCGGTCCGGCTATGTTTTCCTCTTACGCTTCGCTCCCTCCGGCTTAAAACTAAGTTTAGACCGAAGGGGTCTAGCTAAACTTAGGTTTAAGCCGGAGGGAGCGAAGCGTAAGAGGAAAACATAGGAAGAGGGGGCTCTTCCCCTCGATGGCCGGGGTGGCCATCGAACCCTTGGGTTTTCCCATTAAAATGAACTATAACTAATTTATAGTTCATTTTAATGGGAAAACCCAAGGAGAGGCTCTTCCTTGGTTTTCTCCCCTCTACCACTTCGTTCCCTCCGGCTCCGGCTTAAAACTAAGTATAGCTAGACCCCTTCGGTCTATACTTAGTTTTAAGCCGGAGCCGGAGGGAACGAAGTGGTAGAGGGGAGAAAACCAAGGACGGGCTTGGGGGGGGGCCCTGCCCCAAGTTGGGGCAGGGGCCCCCAACCCCAGCCCCAAGTATGGGCTGGGGCCCCCGACAGCCCTGTCCTTGTTTTTCCTCTTTCCCTCCGGTCTCGTAGGCCGACCCGGCCTACGAGGGGCGATTTTCCCTCTTACGCTTCGCTCCCTCCGGCTCTACCACTTCGTTCCCTCCGGCTCCGGCTTATAAATAAGTTTAGACCGAAGGGGTCTAGCTAAACTTATTTATAAGCCGGAGCCGGAGGGAACGAAGTGGTAGAGCCGGAGGGAGCGAAGCGTAAGAGGGAAAAGAAAGGGTCCTCCGGCTTAAAACTAAGTATAGACCGAAGGGGTCTAGCTATACTTAGTTTTAAACCGGAGGGGCGGAGAAAAACAAGGAAAGAAGTAGGCCGGGGGCTATATGGCCGCCCTGTCCTTGTTTTTTCCATTAAAACTAAGTATAGACCGAAGGGGTCTAGCTATACTTAGTTTTAATGGGGCCCCTAGACCGAAGGCGGCCCCGCCCAGACTTGGGGCTAGGGGCTCGTTGGCCGCCCCCGGCCAACGAGGGGGCCAAAAAACAAGGAAAGAAGGAGGCCCGGGGGTGGTCGGGGGCTCGGGGGCCCCCAGCCCCAAGTATGGGCAGGGGCCCCCAACCCCAGCCCATACTTGGGGCTGGGGTTGGGGGCCCCTGCCCATACTTGGGGCTGGGGGCCCCCGAGCCCCCGAGCCATCGAAGGAAGAGACTGAAAGGTCCAGAGCACCGCTTTCCCCTTTTTAAAAGAGGAATTTTTACCATTATAAATAAGTTTAGTTAGACCTCAGCCGGAGCCGAGGCCGTAGCCGGAGGGGCGGTAGGAGGGAAAGGAACCTCACGGAGGGGTAGAGGAAAGGACCGCTTAAAGAAGGAAGAAGGAGGAGCCCGTAGGCCAGAAGAGGGGCCTACTCTTAAAAATAAAAGAAAATAAAATAAAATAAAAGAAAAGAAAAGAAAAGAAAATAAAATAAAAGAAAAGAAAATAAAATAAAATAAAAGAAAAGAAAAGAAAAGATAAGAGTGGGCTTCTCTTACAGCTTCTTACTTATAAGTAAGAGGGGGACTCTTGTTTGGTTGTTTTTTTGTTAAGAGTAGCAATACGGCGGCGATTCTTGAAGCCGCCTTCTCGTTAGAAGTAAGAGCTCGCCCGTAGGCTCTTTTTACTTTATAGCAGGGCTCTATAAGAGAAGGAAAAGTAAGAGTGGGCTTGGGGGCCCCAGCCCCAAGTATGGGCTGGGGCCCCCGACCGCCCTCTTATAAGTAAGTAAGAGGAGGCGGTTCTTGCACCGGTGCTTGGTCCCGCGAATAAGGAAGAACCCCCTCTAGGGCGGGCCTACTTTCGACCTCCTCGGTAGAAACACCCCTCCTTCGCAGAAGAGGCCTACTCTTATAAAATAAACTAAACTAAACTAAACTTAAGAGTGGGCCCTTCTGCCGGGTATAGGACCCTTGCGCCTACTTATAATTACCCCCTCGTACATGGAAGACGTGCTCGGCCAACGAGAGGACGAGAAGAACACCCTCTTAACTCTGAAGACGGACTCGGCCAAGAGAAGAACCCCCTCTTAACTCTGAAGACGGGCTAGTACGACCAGCAGGATCGCGTATTTTTGTTATTTGTTTGTTTGTTAAGAGTAGCAATACGGCGGCGATTCCTGCAGCCGCCTTCTTCTCTTATAAGTAAGTAAGAAGGGTCGCCTTAAAGTCTTATTCCGTAGCAGCAGCGGTTCTTGCTTCTTATACGAACCCGTCTCTCCTTTCAGTAGAGAGAGTGGGGCTTCTTACAAGCGTTGATGCCTTTTCGCCATTTGTTTTTTTTGGTTGTTTGTTAAGAGTAGGCCCATCCTCCCGGTAGACTCCCCGAAAGAAAGAAAGGGGGCATTACCATTTCCTGGTCTTATAAGTAAGTAAGAAGTCTCCTAGGCTTTAAGGAAGCTGCTTTCTATTTCTTCCCTTTCCTTTAAAGCACTTATAGATAGAAATAGATTCTTACTTACTTATAAGTAAGAAGATTATGAGACTTCTCTTGCAGCAGCAGAAGGGTACTGGCTTACTTATAAGTAGCTTATAGCAGGAGCACTTCTTGGCTGTTAAATCTAGTTTCCCCTTCTTATTGTTATAGAACCCTTCTTTTTTTACTTATAAGTAAGAAGATTATTCCTTCTCTTATAAGTAAGCCGAAGGGTATTCAGAATTTTAAAGAAAGGAGAGTATACTAGGCGTTTCTTGAAGCTGCTTTCCATTTCTTCCTGCGTTTCTCTCCTCCTTAAAGAGGGCTGCAGCAGAAGATGCCTTCTTCAAACTAATAGGATGGGCCCCAGGAACCTTTCTTAGAAGAAAGCCAGCAGTACTGAGACCCTTCGGCTTATAAGAAGCCCTTCTACAAGCAGGAAAGGAAATGGAAACCGGATAGGCTCGAGAAGTGTAACAACCGCCTGCCCTTTATAGGAGTTAAAAGTCCCAAATTCTTGGATTTCTTACTTATAAGTAAGCCAGTACCCTTCGGTAAAAAGGATATTAAGGCAGTAAATGGAAACCGGTCTTCTTGTGCGGAGCAACCGCTCGGTAGTTCGATGGCTCTTCCTATGTTTTTCCTCGGGGGCCCCTAGCCCCAAGTTGGGGCTAGGGGCCCCCAACCCTTAAAACTAAGTATAGACCGAAGGGGTCTAGCTATACTTAGTTTTAAGGGTTGGGGGCCCCTAGCCCCAACTTGGGGCTAGGGGCCCCCGAGGAAAAACATAGGAAGGGCTTGGGGGCCCCTGCCCCAAGTTGGGGCTAGGGGCCCCCGACCCCAGCCCCCAGGCTGGGGCTCGGGGGCCCCAGCCCATAGTATGGGCTGGGGCCCCCCCCCGACCACCCCTTCTGCTGGGTTCGATGGCCACCCCCCCCTCTTCCTTCGATGGCCACCCCCGGGCCTCCTTCGGGTTCGATGGTCGGGGGCCCCAGCCCCAAGGCTGGGGCCCCCGACCACCCCGGCCATATAGGGGCGGGCGGCCATCGAGCCCCTTCGATGGCCAGGGCGTGGTCGGGGGCCCCAGCCTTGGGGCTGGGGCCCCCGACCATCGAACCCCCGGGTTCGAAGGCCACCCCGGCCAACGAGGGGCCTCTCCTATGTTTTTCCCATTATAATTAACTATAACTTTGTTATAGTTAATTATAATGGGAAAAACTTACCTAAGAGAGAGCCGTAGGGTAGGGAAAGATCCTTTTAAATGAACTATAACCTACTAAGTTATAGTTCATTTAAAAGGATCTTTCCCCTCGTAGGCCGCCGAAGGGCGGCCTACGAGCCCAAGGAGATGCCGAAAGAAGGGCGGCCATCGAGCCCCTACCCTACGGCTCTCTCTTAGGTAAGTTTTCCTCCCCTCTCTAGCTTCGCTCCCTAGGCTCCGGCTCCTACCGCCCCTCCGGCTACGGCCTCCCTTCCCTCCTACCCTCCGGCTCTTCCGCTCTGCTACCCTTCGGTCCCTACGGCTACGGCTCCGGCTCCCTCTACCACTTCGTCCCTCTACCACTTCGTCCCTCTACCACTACGTTCCCTCCGGTTCCCTCTTACACTTCGTTCCCTCCGGCTCCGGCTACCCTCCGGTCCGGTTCCCTCTACCACTTCGTTCCCTACGGCTCCGGCTACCCTCCGGTCCGGTTCCCTCTACCACTTCGTCCTCTTACGCTCTGCTACCCTTCGGCCTCTTACGCTTCGCTCCCTCCGGTCCGGTACGGCTCCGGCTTCCCTCCGGTCCGGTCCGGTCCGGCTCTTTCCCTCCGGTCCCTACGGCTCCGGTTCCTTCCTTCTACCCTCCGGCTCCTCTACCACTTCGTTCCCTCCGGCTCCGGCCTTCTACCCTCCGGCCTTCCCTCTACCACTTCGTTCCCTCCGGCTCCGGCTACCCTCCGGTTCGGTCCGGTCCGGCTCCTCTACCACTTCGTCTCCTCTACCCTACGGTCCCTTCCTTCTACCCTCCGGCTCTCCTTCCCTCCGGTCCGGTCCGGCTTCCCTCCGGTCCGGTCCGGCTCCGGTCCGGTTCGGTCCGGTCCGGCCTTCTACCCTCCGGCTTCCCTGCGGTCCGGTCCGGCTCCCTCTACCACTTCGTTCCCTTCCCTCTACCACTTCGTCTCCCCTCTACCACTTCGTTCCCTCCGGCTTCGGTACGGCTCCGGCTACCCTCCGGTCCGGTCCGGCTACCCTCCGGTCCGGCTACGGCTCCGGCTCCGGCTTAAAACTAAGTTTAGACCGAAGGGGTCTAGCTAGACTTAGATTTAAACCGAAGGGGCTCGTAGGCCGCCCCCGGCCTACGAGGGGGCTCTTCCTTCGATGGCCACCCAGGCCTCTCCTATGTTTTTCCATTATAATTACGTTTAGACCGAAGGGGTCTAGCTAAACTTATTTATAAGGGGAAAAACATAGGAAGAGGCCTGGGTGGCCATCGAAGGCCGCCCCCCTCGTTGGCCGCAGAAGGGGCGGCCAACGAGCCCCCGGGTTCGAAGGCCACCCCGGGTGGCCACCCCGGCCATCGAGGGGCCAACGAGGGGCCCTTCCTTCTACCCTCCGGCTACCCTCCGGTCCGGCTATGTTTTCCTTTTACGCTACGCTCCCTCCGGCTTAAAACTAAGTTTAGCTAGACCCCTTCGGTCTAAACTTAGTTTTAAGCCGGAGCCGGACCGGAGGGTAGCCGGAGGGTAGAAGGAACCGGAGCCGTAGGGACCGAAGGGTAAGAGGGGAGCCGTAGCCGGAGGGGTGGAACGAAGTGGTAGACGGAAAACTTACCTAAGAGAGAGCCGTAGGGTAGGGGTGGAGAAAACCTAGCCGGGCCTTACCGGAGCCGAAGCCGTAGGGAACGAAGTGGTAGAGCCGGAGGGTAGGAGGGGAGAGCCGGAGCAGTAGCCGTTGGGCTCTTCCTTGGTTTTCTCCCCTCTTACGCTTCGCTCCCTACGGCTCCGGCTTAAAACTAAGTATAGCTAGACCCCTTCGGTCTATACTTAGTTTTAAGCCGGAGCCGTAGGGAGCGAAGCGTAAGAGGGGAGAAAACCAAGGAAGAGCCCCTTCGATGGCCAGGGGGGGGGGGGTGGCCACCCCCGGGTTCGATGGCCGGGTTCGATGGCCGGGTTCGATGGCCACCCCGGCTGCTTCAGCGAGGGGCCAGCGAGGGGCCAGCGAGGGGCCAGCGAGGGGCCAGGGGCGGAGCAACCGGCGGGTGCTCCGCCCCTTCGATGGCCAGGGGGTGGTTGGGGGGTTGGGGGCCCCAGCCCATACTATGGGCTGGGGCCCCCAAGCCCCAGCCCATAGTATGGGCTGGGGCCCCCCCCGAGCCATCGAACCCCCGACCGGTTGCTCCGCACAAGAAGAGCGGCTTCTCTCGCCCCTTCTGCGCAGAAGAGAAATTTTGCTTTACCGTAGCCGGAGGGACCGAAGGGGTAGAGGACCGGAGGGACCGGAGGGGTAGCCGGACCGGAGGGAACGAAGTGGTAGGCGGAGGGAAAGAGAGAGGAAGAACACCTGTTCTTCTTTCTTACTTTAGGAGTTTCTTCTCTTTGCTGGTTTAAAAGAAGAACAGGAAAAGCCACTTATAAGTAAGTAAGTAAGAAGGGCGGGGTCGTGCTCTATGCAAAAGAGCAGGAGCAGCATAGCAGGAACTATAGAGATCCTTTTCCTCTTACTTATAGAAGCACATAAAAGAAAGAAGAAGGCACATAGCTTTCCTTACTTACTTATATGTGTTCATTTTCGATTCCTGCAGCCCTCTTTAAGGAGGAGAGAATATTCCATAGCAGGAGCACATATAAGAAAGAAAAAGGAGTCTTACTTACTTATATGTGCGGCGAAGCACCCGCAATTCTATAGCAGGAGCACATAGCAGGAGCACATAAAAGAAACGGGCACATATAAGTAAGAAAGAAATGCACATAGCAGGAGCACATAGCAGGAGCACATAGCAGGAGCACATAAAGGAAGGATCTTACTTATAAGCCGAAGGGTACTGGCTTACTTATAAGCCGAAGGGTACTGGCTTACTTATAAGCCGAAGGGTACTGGCTTACTTACTTACTTATATGTGCAAGAATCTTCCATAGCAGTTCCTACTAGGAAGAGCTGCTCCCTTTTTAAAACCTAAGGGTACTGGCTTAACTTAACTTATTTAAGACTTAACTTAACTAAACTTAAGATGTCTATTTCCATAGAGGTTCTCTTATCTTATTAAGAATCTTCCATTTATGGCAGTTCCTACTAGGAAGAACACATAGCAGGAGCACATAATGCTGCTTTAAAGCCGGAGCCGTAGCCGTAGCTTAAAGGACCGGAGCCGTAGCCGTAGCCGGACCGGAGGGTAGCCGGAGCCGTAGCCGTACCGGAGGGTAGAGGCCGCCGTAGGGGAAAGGGTAGCAGAAAGAGAGAGCCGGAGCCGTAGCCTTACCGGAGGGACCGAAGGGTAGAAGAGCGTAAGAGGCCGAAGGGTAGCAGAAAGAGAGAGCCGGAGCTGTAGCCGTAGCCGGACCGGAGGGTAGCCGGTTGGGGCGGAGCACCCGCCGGGTGCTCCGCCCCTTCGATGGCCCCTCGCTGGCCGGGGCTCGATGGCCGCTCGGGGGCCCCTAGCCCCAAGGCTGGGGGCCCCCCTTCTGCGGCCATATAGGGGGTGGCCATCGAACCCAGCAGAAGGGGCTCGATGGCCGCCCCTTCTGCGGCCTCTCCTATGTTTTCCTCTACCCCTCCGGCGAGGAAGTTTTCCCCTTATAAATAAGTTTAGTCTGACTAAACTTATTTATAAGGGGAAAACTTCCTAGCTCCGGCTTAAAACTAAGTATAGCTAGACCCCTTCGGTCTATACTTAGGTTTAAGCCGGAGCCGGAGCCGTAGGGAAGGAGGGAGGGAGAAAACATAGGAAGAGGGGGTGGCCATCGAACCCCCGGAGCCGTAGGGAACGAAGTGGTAGAGGGAAGGAACGTAGGGTAGCCGAAGGGTAGCAGAAAGAGAGAGCCGGAGGGTAGGAGGGGAGAGGAGGGCCTTAGGGAAAGGGTAGGAGCCGTAGGGAAACCGCAGAAGACCGTAGCCGGAGGGGCGGTAGGAGGCCGAAGGGAAGGAAGGGAGGCCGTAGCCGGAGGGGCGGTAGGAGCCGGAGGGTAGGAGCCGGAGGGTAGGAGGAAGAGGTGGAACACCTTAAAGCGACAACTCTTTTCTCAGAACTCCCCTTATCCAGAGCAGAAGACCAGAGTTCCAATAACAAGACCAGTAGGGAATCAAGGAACCAGTTTAAGGATTTTTGCAGAACAAAAACCCAGACCCTTAACTCTGCCCCTCCTTTGGTCCTTCTGGTCCTACACCTGTGGTTCCCCTGTAACTTTACTGAACCTATTAGGACCTTTCCTTCCTCTTACGCCTTACCCTTCCTTCCCTCTTATTTATTAAGTGGAACACCCTAATTTAATAAGAAGAGCGTCAACTCTTTTCTCTAACATTTATTAACAAGAGGGGAAGATGGACCAATAACAAGAGGGGAAGGGAATCAAGGAACCAGTTAAGGAAAGGAACAACAGAGGAAATCCTCTATACCTGTCCCTTTGTTGGTTGGTTGGTTGGTTGGTTGGTTGGTTGGTTGGTTGGTTGGTTGGTTGGTTGGTTGGTTGGTTGGTTGGTTGGTTGGTTGGTTGGTTGGTTGGTTGGTAAGTCTGAACTTTGTTTAAAGCGTAAACCTCAATCTTATCCTTACTCCTGTGCCAGCACACAAGCCCCAAGGAAATAGTACCAAGCCCCTCCCTCTTTCCCGAGGGCCCGATCTGTAAGCCGAATTTTTTATTTCTGGTTCTTTGTTAAAAGCGTAAACCTAAACTCTGACTCTTAAAATAAATGTGCCAGCACACAAGCCCCAAGAAAAGTGCCAGCACACAAGCGGAGGAACTCTTTAACTGTGCCAGCACACAAGCGGAGGAAACAAGCCCCTTCCCTGTTACTTAACTTATACCCTACGGTAAGCTCCTTCCCCTTTTTTTTTGTATTTCTGGTCCTTTGTTTAAAGCGTAACCTAATTATTATTCTTACTCTTACTTATAAAAAATGTGCCAGCACACAAGCGGAGGAAACAAGCCCCTTCCTTTTAAACCCGATCTGTAAGCCGAAATCCTGTGGTTCCCCTGTGGTTCCCCCTCGGTTTTTGTATTTCTGTTTCTTCCAGTTTAAAGCGTACGCCTTATTCTTATCCTTACTCTTATAAGTAAGTAAGTAAGTAAGTAAGTAAGTAAGTAAGTAAGTAAGTAAGTAAGTAAGTAAGTAAGTAAGTAAGTAAGTAAGTAAGTAAGTAAGTAAGTAAGTAAGCCAGTCCGCTTCGCTAAGTAAGTAAGTAAGCCAGTCCGCTTCGCTAAGTAAGTAAGTAAGCCAGTACGCTTCGCTAAGTAAGTAACCGAAGGGTAGTGGGCCAGTACGCTTCGCTAAGTAAGTAAGTAACCGAAGGGTAGTGGGCCAGTACGCTTCGCTAAGTAACCGAAGGGTAGTGGGCCAGTCCGCTTCGCTAAGTAACCGAAGGGTAGTGGGCCAGTCCGCTTCGCTAAGCCAGTACGCTTCGCTAAGTAACCGAAGGGTAGTGGGCCAGTACGCTTCGCTAAGCCAGTACGCTTCGCTAAGCCAGTACGCTTCGCTAAGTAACCGAAGGGTAGTGGGCCAGTACGCTTCGCTAAGTAAGTAAGTAAGTAACCGAAGGGTAGTGGGCCGTCCTCCGCTTTCCCTCCGGTTCTCCACCCCCCTCGATGGCCGGAAGAAGGGCGGCCATATAGCCCCTTCGGTTTAAAATTAACTATAACCAGGTTCTAGTTAATTTTAAACCGAAGGGGTGGAGAAAGGGTTCGATGGCCACCCCCTCTTCCTATGTTTTTCCCCTTAAACCTAAGTATAGACCGAAGGGGTCTAGCTATACTTAGTTTTAAGGGGAAAAACATAGGAAGAAGGGGCGGCCATCGAGCCCTTCTGCGGCCCTTCCTTCTACCCTCCGGCTACCCTTCGGTCCGGCTATGTTTTCTCCACCCCTTCGGTTTAAAACTAAGTATAGCTAGACCCCTTCGGTCTATACTTAGGTTTAAGCCGGACCGGACCGAAGGGTAGCCGGAGCCGGAGGGACCGGAGGGAAAGAGGGAAGGGAGCCGGAGGGGTAGAGGAAAACATAGGAAGAGGGGAAACGCTTCGCTAAGCCAGTACGCTTCGCTAACCGAAGGGTAGTGGGCCAGTACGCTTCGCTAAGCCAGTACGCTTCGCTAACCTAAGGGTAGTGGGCCGTCCTCCGCTTTCCCTCCGGTTCTCCACCCCCTCGATGGCCGCCCTGTTCTTGTTTTTCCTCTACCCCTCCGGCTCCCTTCCCTCTTTCCCTCCGGTCCCTCCGGCTCCGGCTACCCTTCGGTCCGGTCCGGCTTAAACCTAAGTATAGACCGAAGGGGTCTAGCTATACTTAGTTTTAAACCGGAGGGGCTCGATGGCCGCCCCCGGCCATCGAGGGGGCGGAGAAAAACAAGGAAAGAAGGAGGCCCCTCGATGGCCGGGGTGGCCATCGAGCCCCGGGGGTGGAGAAAGGAAACGCTTCGCTAACCGAAGGGTAGTGGGCCAGTACGCTTCGCTAACCGAAGGGTAGTGGGCCAGTACGCTTCGCTAAGTAAGTAAGAGAGTAAGCCCTTCTGCGTAAATCTTCTTCTAGCCCTAGAGAGAAATCCAGTATTTCTCTCGAAAGAAAGAGAAATCCTTTCTCTTTCTCTCAAGAACTCTTAAAAATATAAGAAGTAGCATTGTTCGCCGAAGCTTCCCCTCTAGGCTCCTTCGTCCAAGCAGCGGCGCCTACGACCAAGAAATACTTTCACTTTCTTTCTCTCAAGAACTCTTAAAAATATAAGAAGTAGCATTGTTAAAGAAGGAAACTAGCCTTTAACAATGCTACGACAAGAAGACCACAATATGAAAGGGGTTTGCTGTTCTGCTTCGAACTTAATAAGAGACTTGCTGTTCTGCTTCGAACTTAATAAGAGACTTGCTGTTCTGCTTCGAACTTAATAAGAGACTTGCTCTTTTGCTATTTTGCTTCTAATTCTGCCACAATGAAAGAACAAACTTACTTATAAGTTAAGTAAGAGGAGTTTCTTCTTGATAGTAAAAATTCTTGCTTGTGGCTTTCGCAGTTATTGCAAGAAGCCCTGCCATCCCGCGCAAGAAAACCAGTTCTCCGTGGAAGTAGCACTGTTTGCCCCTCGATGGACTGGGCTCGATGGCCGCCCCCTCGATGGCCGCAGAAGGGGCGGCCAACGAGCCCCCGGGTTCGAAGGCCACCCCCGGCCGCAGAAGGGGCGGCCATCGAGCCCCGGCCAACGAGGGGCCCTTCCTTCCTTCTCTCCTCTCCCTCCCTCCCTACGGCTCCGGCTCCGGTACGGTCCGGCTCCTCTACCACTTCGTCTCCTTCCCTCCGGTCCGGTCCGGCTCTCCCTTCTACCCTACGGCTACCCTCCGGTCCGGTCCGGCTATGTTTTCTCCACCCCGCCGGTTTAAATCTAAGTATAGCTAGACCCCTTCGGTCTAAACTTAGGTTTAAGCCGGAGCCGGAGCCGTAGCCGGAGGGAAGAAGGGACCGTAGGGTAGGGAGGGAGAAAACATAGGAAGAGGGGCCATATAGCCCCTTCGGTTTAAAACTAAGTTTAGCTAGACCCCTTCGGTCTAAACTTAGGTTTAAGCCGGAGCCGTAGCCGTACCGGAGGGTAGGAAGGGAGCCGTAGGGTAGGAGGGAGAAAACTTACCTAAGAGAAAGCCGTAGGGTAGGGAAAGATCCTTTTAAATGAACTATAACCTACTAAGTTATAGTTCATTTAAAAGGATCTTTCCCCTCTTCCTATGTTTTTCCCATTATAATATACTATAACAAAGTTATAGTTTATTATAATGGGAAAAACATAGCCGGACCGGAGGGTAGCCGTAGCCGTAGCCGTAGGGACCGAAGGGTAGCAGAGCGTAAGAGCCGGAGGGTAGGAGGGAAGGGCCCCTCGTTGGCCCCTCGCTGGCCCCTCGCTGGCCGGGGTGGCCACCCGGGGTGGCCATCGAACCCGGGGGTTCGATGGCTACCCCCTGGCCATCGAAGGGGCTCGATGGCCGCCCTTCTTCCTAAGCAGCCATCGAGGGGGTGGTCGGCGGGGCCCCAGCCCATACTTGGGGCTGGGGCCCCCGAGCCGCAGCCCATACTTGGGGCTGGGGCTCGGGGGCCCCAACCCCCGAGCCATCGAAGGGGCTCGAAGGCCGCCCTTCTTCCAAGCCGGCCCTTCCTTCCCTCCTACCCTCCGGCTCTTACGCTCTGCTACCCTTCGGTCCCTACGGCTACGGCTACGGATACCCTCCGGTCCGGCTATGTTTTCTCCACCCCTACCCTACGGCTCTCTCTATGTTTTTCCCATTAAACCTAAGTATAGACCGAAGGGGTCTAGCTATACTTAGTTTTAATGGTTGGGGGCCCCTAGCCCCAACTTGGGGCTAGGGGCCCCCGAGGAAAAACATAGGAGAGGCCTCTCCTTGGTTTTTCCCATTAAAATGAACTATAACTTAGTTATAGTTCATTTTAATGGGAAAAACCAAGGAAGGGCGGCCATATAGCCCCTCCGGTTTAAATCTAAGTTTAGACCGAAGGGATCAAGCCTCAGCCGGAGCCGGAGCCGTAGGGTAGGAGGGAGGGAGCTGGACTTAGTTTTAAGCCGGACCGGAGGGAAGGAACCGGAGCCGTAGGGACCGGAGGGAAAGAGGGGAGCCGTAGGGTAGCCGAAGGGTAGCAGAAAGAGAGAGGAAAACTTACCTAAGAGAGAGCCGGAGGGTAGGGGGGTCGATGGCCACCCCGGCCTCTTCCTTGGGCTCGTAGGCCGCAGAAGGGCGGCCTACGAGCCCAAGGAAGAGGGGCTCGGGGGCCCCAGCCCCAAGTTGGGGCAGGGGCCCCGACCAGCAAACCCTTGTTTTTTTCCCATTATAATTAACTAGCTACTCTTAACAAACAGACCGGTACTCCTCCGCCTATAGAAGGCCCCGTCTCGTGCGTCTCTCGACCCTTTCAGTGTAGGCCGTTTCGTTCGAGGCCGGTCTAAAAAAGAGCGACAATACAAACATGCCCCCGCCCCCTCTTATTAGTTTAGGCCGGAGAGTCTAAAAAAAAAAGAAAGAGGCGTAAAAAACCACACAAAGAAAGAAAGTAAGAGTCCCCTTCCCATAGAAGAACACCGGAAGGAGAACCCGAAAGGCCCCGTCTCCCTATAGATGGCCCTCCCTCCGACTTACTTTAAGAAGGTTCTTCGGGCTCGTAGGCCGGGGCGGTCGGGGGCCCCAGCCCCAACTAGGGGCTGGGGCCCCCGACCGCCCCGGCCTACGAGGGGAGCACCCGGTCTGCGTCGAAGAACCCCGGAGGGTAGAAGGAAGGGAAATCTTATAAGGAGAGACCAGCACAGATTCTTATTTACTTACTTACTTACTTACTTACTTACTTACTTACTTACTTATAAGAGCAGTCAGATGCTTAGACGCCGAAAAGGAAGAACCCCCTCTTATAAGCTTAATGCCTACAGCTTCGAACTCTGTTGTCTTCTTAATGGCTACAGGGGTTCTTCGTAGAACCCCTGCTTTAACAAATAGAGCAGTTCTTGCCCCACTCTTAAGGAAGTAAGAAGGGGCTCGTACTAGCATACTTATAAGAAGGAGGGGGGGTTTCTTCTCTTCTAGAGGCCCGCCTATAGAGAACTCTTAATAAGAAATCCTACGACACCGCGCTGCTTGTAAGAACTGCTACAAGAAACGAGCCTCTAAACGGACCGCATTCCCGAAGGGCGTTTCTTCCTCTAAGAGGCCTCTCTCTTCAAGCCTACGGGCTATAGCCTACGGGCGACTTTAAGGCGCGCGGATTGCTGCTCTTAACAAATAAAAAAACTTATAAACTTATAAACTTATAAGTAAGTAAGAGGCCCCTCTTACTTACTTATAAGTAAGTAAGTAAGAAGTGCCCCATTAAGCCTACGGGCTACTTCGGTGGTTCTTCTTTTCTAGAGGCCCACCTATAGAGAACTCTTAATAAGAAATCCTAAGTAAGCGCGCGTAAGAACTGCTACAAGAGGCGGTTCTTGCAACCTTCTCTCCCCTTCGGCTGCCCCTCGATGGCCGGGGTGGTCGGGGGGCCCCCAGCCCATACTTGGGGCTGGGGGTCGGGGGCCCCTAGCCCCAACTTGGGGCAGGGGTCGGGGGCCCCTAGACCGAAGGCGGCCCCGCCCAGACTTGGGGCAGGGGCCCCCAAGCCCGTTCTTGGTTTTTCCCATTAAAATGAACTATAACCAGGTTATAGTTCATTTTAATGGGAAAAACCAAGGAAAAGCCCGTCCTTTCTCCCTCCTTCCCTACGGCTCCGGCTTAAAACTAAGTATAGCTAGACCCCTTCGGTCTATACTTAGTTTTAAGCCGGAGCCGTAGGGAAGGAGGGAGAAAACCAAGAGAGAGCCGTAGGGGACCCCAGCCTTGGGGCCCCCGAGCCATCGAACCCGGAAGCGCATTCCTTCTATATTTCTGCCTTTCGGTTTCTTCTCTTTTAGAGGCCCGCCTTCTATTCCTCGGTAAAGGCGACCGAGCGTGCTACAACCTCGAGGATCTGGGCTAGTACGAGCAAGAACCCTCTCCTTTATAGCAGGGGCTCTTCCCCTCGATGGCCGGGGTGGCCATCGAACCCTTGGGTTTTCCCCTTAAAACTAAGTATAGTCTGACTATACTTAGTTTTAACGGGAAAACCCAAGCCGGACCGGAGGGTAGGAGAGAAGGGCTCGGGGGTTGGGGGCCCCAGCCCATACTATGGGCTGGGGCCCCCAACCCCCGAGCCCTTCTTTCGGGTTCGATGGCCACCCCCTCGTTGGCCGGGGGCGGCCAACGAGCCCCCTCTTCCTATGTTTTCTCCTACCCTCCGGCTTATAATTAACTATAACTTTGTTATAGTTAATTATAAGCCGGAGGGTAGGAGAAAACATAGGAAGAGGGGAAGAGGGGCCTACGAGGGGTAGAAAAAAAACAAATAAGAGGGGCTTCTCTTCTGCCGAAATAATAAAGTGGGCCCCTCTCTCGGTGCTTTAAGGCCCTTTCTTAACAAACTTACTTACTTATAAGAAGGGTACAGGGAAACAAATAAGAACGAATCCTGTCGGTTCCCGAGCCTACTCTTAACAAATCGAAGGGTACAGAAGAGCAAACCTCAGAGGTTCTTCGGGCTCGTAGGCCGCCCCGGCCTACGAGCCCGAAGAACCCCGGAGGGAACGAAGTGGTAGAGGTACAAAAAAAACAAATAAGAGTCCTACTGAATGTCCAGGATCCTACAAGAACTCCCGCTGTCATATAAGTAAGTAAGAGCTGGGTCTTTCAGAAGGGGCTTTCCTCGAAAGAAAGTAAGCCAGTACCCTTCGGTAAGAGGCAGCCTACGGGCGACCTACGTTTAAGGCGACCGCGCTTAAGAACTGCTACAAGAAACAAGGCGGTTCTTGCAACCTTCGTAAAAATCCTTTGGTTCTTGCTTACTTACTTAGCGAAGCGTACTTGCCCACTACCCTTCGGTTACTTAGCGAAGCGTACTGGCTTAGCGAAGCGTACTGGCCCACTACCCTTCGGTTAGCGAAGCGTACTGGCTTAGCGAAGCGTTTCCTTTCTCCACCCCTTCGGTTTAAAATTAACTATAACCTGGTTATAGTTAATTTTAAACCGAAGGGGCTCGATGGCCGCCCCTTCTGCGGCCGGGGGTGGAGAACCGGAGGGAAAGCGGAGGACGGCCCACTACCCTTCGGTTAGCGAAGCGTACTGGCCCACTACCCTTCGGTTACTTAGCGTAGCGGACTGGCCCACTACCCTTCGGTTACTTAGCGAAGCGTACTGGCTTAGCGAAGCGTTTCCTTTCTCCACCCCCGGCCGCAGAAGGGGCGGCCATCGAGCCCCTTCGGTTTAAAATTAACTATAACCTGGTTATAGTTAATTTTAAACCGAAGGGGCTCGATGGCCGCCCCTTCTGCGGCCGGGGGTGGAGAAAGGACGGCCCACTACCCTTCGGTTACTTAGCGAAGCGGACTGGCTTACTTACTTATAAGAGTGGGCCCCGTACTTATAAGTAAGGGGAGAGTTAAAAGCCCCAAGCTGCTCTTACTTAACTTATAAGAGCAGGACCTGCAAGAACCCCTCTTACTTACTTATAAGAAGGGGCCCACTTACTTAAAAGAAGGGTTTTCGAAGGGTATTCTTGAAGGGTACTGGCTTATAAGAGCACCATAGCAGACTGCTCTTACAAAAGAAAGAGAGGGTTCAGGAACCCTGCTCTTATTAGTTAGTAAGTAAGAAAGGGAAGAAGTTTATTCCCAAGCTGCTCTTCAGCTGGTTCCCTTGGAACGGGAGGGACTACCCGCCCGTACTTAGGCCTACTCCACAAAAAAAGAACTCTCGACTCTCGACTTATAAGTTAAGTAAGCTCTTATAAGTAAGTAAGTAAGTAAGCCAGTACGCTTCGCTAAGTAAGTAAGAGTGGGCCCCTTAGTTGCTCCAAGAACTAAAAGCAGGTATTCTTCTCCTCTTAAGAGGGGCTCGTAACTAACTGCTCTTATCAGCAGAAGGTTTCATGAAGGGTACTGGCTTATAAGAGCCGGAAGGGGAACCCCCCTCTCCCGGGGCCTACAGGGTGTTCCTTCCTCTTCGAAGAGGAAGGAACACCTTTCTCTTATTAAGAGCAGGAACTCTCCAAGCTGCTCCTATTTGTTAAAGCAGGGATTCTTCGGGTCCCTCGTCCTAGGGGAGAGTTAAGACCCTGCTCTTATCAGTCTTCTTGCAGAAGGCCCACTAGTAAGAAGGGGCCCACTTGCTTGTAAGAAGGGGCCCACTTGCTTGTAAGAAGGGTACTTTATAAGAGCAGGGTTTTTCGGGTCTGACTGCTCTTACCTACCTATAAGAGTAGAGAGGTAACCCCGAAACCCTCCTACCTATAACAGTAGGGCTTAGCCCTCCGGATTCCTCGTCCTAGGGGCTAGGACTCTTAATAAGAAACGCCCTTACTTATAAGTTAGTAAGGAAGGGGACTCTTAATAAGAAAAGCCCGTACTTATAAGTAAGTAAGTAAGTAAGTTTACGAACTTTACTGCTTCTATAATAGCAGGGACTCGTCTAAGCCCTCCGGATTCCTCTTAACTCTAGGAGAGTTAAGACCATAGCAAACTGCTCCTATCAAAGCGGTTTCACTCTCTTCCTCCTGAAATTTCAAAGAGCAAGAACCACTCTCTTATTAGGACTTTAGAGAAGCAGGATCTCTCCTTAGCCCTCTACGATTTACAGCAGTATTCTTAATAAGTAAGGGTTGCCCCTCTTCCTATTTTTTCTCCCTCCCCTCCCCTCTACCACTTCGTCTCCCTCCTACCCTCCGGCTTCGGTACGGCTCCGGCTCTTACGCTCTGCTACCCTTTCCCCTACGGCGGCCTCTACCCTCCGGTACGGCTACGGCTCCGGCTCCGGCTTATATATAAGTTTAGCTAGACCCCTTCGGTCTAAACTTAATTATAAACCGGAGGGGCTCGATGGCCGCCACCCGGCCATCGAGGGGGTGGAGAAAACATAGCCGTACCGGACCGAACCGGAGGGAAGGAGAGGAGAGCCGGACCGTACCGGAGCCGGACCGGAGGGTAGCCGGAGCCGTAGCCGTACCGGAGGGTAGAGGCCGCCGTAGGGGAAAGGGTAGCAGAGCGTAAGAGCCGGAGGGACCGAAGGGTAGCAGAGCGTAAGAGGGGAAGGGAGAGCCGGACCGGACCGAACCGGACCGAACCGGAGCCGGAGGGAAGAAGGGACCGTAGGGGAGAGCCGGAGCCGTAGGGAACGAAGTGGTAGAGGGAAGGCCGGAGCCGTAGGGACCGGAGGGAAAGAGGGAAGGCCGGACCGGACCGAACCGGACCGGAGGGTAGCACCCGCCGGTTGTTCCGCCCCGGAGCCGTAGGGAACGAAGTGGTAGAGGGAACCGGACCGGACCGGAGGGAAGCCGGAGCCGGAGGGAACGAAGTGTAAGAGGGAAGGGAGACGAAGTGGTAGAGGGAGCCGGAGGGTAGAAGGCCGGAGGGTAGAAGGGAGAGCCGGACCGGAGCCGTAGCCGTAGCCGTACCGGAGGGTAGAGGCCGCCGTAGGGGAAAGGGTAGCAGAGCGTAAGAGCCGGAGCCGTACCGAAGCCGGAGGGTAGGAGGGAGACGAAGTGGTAGAGGGGAGGGGAGGGAGAGAAGGAAGGAAGGGCCGGGGCTCGATAGCCGCCCCTTCTGCGGTCGGGGGCCCCAGCCCCAACTATGGGCTGGGGCCCCCGAGCCTCTCCTTGGAAAGATCCTTTTAAATGAACTATAACAAAGTTATAGTTCATTTAAAAGGATCTTTCCAAAGAAGAGGGGGGGTGGTCGGGGGGGCCCAGCCCATACTTGGGGCTGGGGCCCCCGAGCCCCAGCCCATACTTGGGGCTGGGGCCCCCGAGCCATCGAACCCGAAGGACCGTACTTATAAGTTAAGTAAGGGGGGAGAGTTAAGAAACGAACCCCCTCTTAACTCTGGGGCTAGTACGACCATAGCTGCTCCTATAAGTAAGAAAAGAGCAGTTTTCCTTTTCGGCGAGTAAGCCCCCTCTTATAAGTAAGTAAGGTTACGACCCTGCTCTTACCTATAAACCCCCCTGCCCCTCTAGAATACGCGGGCCCTCCTCTTATAAGTAAGTAAGTAAGGAAAAGAAGGGTCCTCCTTCTAGGTATTCTGGCTAGTACGAGCAAGAACTCCCTTTTAAGGACCGTAGGCCTGTTGTGTGGGCCTACAGGGGCCCTCGTAATAGGGGCTAGGACGACCGTCTTATAGCAGACTGCTCTTACTTACTTATAAGAGAAGGGAGTAAGCCCAAGCACCGAAGGCGTAGGCTTAATGGCTAGTACGAGAAGACCCCCTCTTATTAGTTAGTTAGGGCCTGGCTACTTATAATGACCCATAGCTGCTCTATTTGTTAAAAGTTCTATGCTCTTAACTCTCCCCTTGTCCGGGCGTTTTTTCTCCAAGCATAGGCGTCTAATTATAGCTGCTCTTACTTACCGAAGGGTAAGAAAAGTACTTACTTATAAGAGCAGGGACGGTTTTAAGCCCCTCTTATAAGCCGAAGGGTAAGAACGGTTTGTAAGAAGGGTATAAGAAGAGAGGGTTTCTCCCCTCTTAACTCTGGGAGAGTTAAGAGCATAGCTGCGCTTACAAACAAACAAACTTATAAGTAAGTAAGAGGGGGCGCCGTGGCAGCACCGGTTCTTGCTTGGTACCATCAACGCTCCTTTAAGAAAAGAGCAGGGTTTTCCTCTAAGAACTGCTGGTGGTACCGCTTCTACTGAAAGGGTATAGAGACGGTCGTATGCAGAGCATGCTGCGGAACACCGGGCGACCCTTCTTATAAGAGCCTACGGTCCCTCCGGGGTTTTTCGGGGTTCGATGGCTCGGGGGCCCCAGCCCCAAGTATGGGCTCGGGGGCCCCAGCCCCAAGTATGGGCTGGGGCCCCCGACCACCCCCTGGCCATCGAACCCCGAAGAACCTTCGGTTAAAGGCAGCAGAAGAAGGGAATAATAAAAAAAGAAAGTACAATAATAAAGAATTAGAGGAAGTATGGTTGGGGGGCTCGATGAAGAAGCCGCCCCTTCTTTCCCTACCCTACGGCTCTCTCTTAGGTAAGTTTTCCCCTCTACCACTTCGTTCCGCCCCTCCGGCTACGGCTCCTACCCTCTCCCCTACGGCGGTCTCTTCTACCCTCCGGCTACCCTCCGGTCCGGCTACGGCTCCGGCTCCTACCGCCCCTCCGGCTACGGCCTCCTTCCCTCCGGCTCTTACGCTCTGCTACCCTTCGGTCCCTACGGCTCCGGTTCTCTCCTTCCCTCCGGTCCGGCTACGGCTCCGGCTCCGGCTTAAAACTAAGTCCAGCTCCCTCCCTCCCCTCTCTCTTTCTGCTACCCTTCGGTCCCTACGGCTACGGCTCCGGCTCCGGCTGAGGCTTGACCCCTTCGGTCTAAACTTAGATTTAAACCGGAGGGGCTATATGGCCCCTATATGGCCGGGGTGGCCATCGAACCCGCCCTTCTCTCCTTCCCTCCGGCTCGTAGGTCGGGGCGTCCCTTCCTTCTACCCTCCGGCTTCCCTTCGGTCCGGCTATGTTTTTCCCTTTAAAACTAAGTTTAGCTAGACCCCTTCGGTCTAAACTTAGTTTTAAAGGGAAAAACATAGGGTTCGATGGCTCGGGGCCCCAGCCCCAAGTATGGGCTGGGGCCCCCTACCACCCCTATATGGCCGGAAGAAGGGCGGCCATCGAGCTCCGGCCTCTCCTATGTTTTCTCCACCCCTTCGGTTTATAATTAACTATAACTTTGTTATAGTTAATTATAAGCCGGAGCCGGAGGGAGGGAGCAGTAGGGTAGGAGAAAACATAGAGAGAGCCGTAGGGTAGGGGTGGAGAAAACATAGCTGGACCGGACCGAAGCCGGACCGGAGCCGTAGGGTAGGAGGAAGAGAAGGGACCGTAGGGTAGAGCCGGACCGGACCGAAGCCGGACCGGACCGAAGGGAAGGAGAGCCGGACCGGACCGAAGCCGTAGCCGTAGGGACCGAAGGGTAGCAGAAAGAGAGAGCCGGAGGGAAGGAGGGAGAGCCGTAGCCGTAGCCGTAACCGTAGGGACCGAAGGGTAGCAGAAAGAGAGAGGGGAGGAAGGAAGGGACCGTAGGGTAAAGCCGGACCGGACCGAAGCCGGACCGGACCGTAGGGAAGGAGAGCCGGAGCCGTAGGGACCGGAGGGAAAGAGGGAAGGCCGGACCGGAGGGAAGGAGAGCCGTAGCCGTAGCCGTAGCCGTACCGGAGGGTAGGAGCCGAAGGGTAGCAGAAAGAGAGAGGGAGGGAGGAAGAAAAGGACCGTAGGGTAGAGCCGGACCGGACCGAAGCCGGACCGGACCGGACCGTAGGGAAGCCGTAGCCGTAGCCGTACCGGAGCCGGAGGGTAGGAGGGAGCCGAAGGGTAGCAGAGCGTAAGAGCCGGAGCCGGAGGGACCGGAGGGAAAGAGGGGAGGGAAGGGAGAGCCGGACCGGACCGGAGCCGTAGGGTAGGAGGGAGAGCCGTAGCCGTAGGGACCGAAGGGTAGCAGAGCGTAAGAGCCGGAGGGTAGGAGGGAAGGAAGGGACCGTAGGGTAGAGCCGGAGGGTATAAGGAAGGGCTCGGGGGTTGGGGGCCCCAGCCCATACTATGGGCAGGGGCCCCCGAGCCCCAGCCCATAGTATGGGCTGGGGTTGGGGGCCCCTGCCCCAACTTGGGGCAGGGGCCCCCGAGCCCCCGACCGCCCCTTCGATGGCCAGGGGGTGGCCATCGAACCCCCGGCCCTTCTCTCCTTCCCTTCGGTCCGGCTATGTTTTCCTCTTACGCTTCGCTCCCTCCGGCTTTAAACTAAGTTTAGCTAGACCCCTTCGGTCTAAACTTTGTTTAAAGCCGGAGGGAGCGAAGCGTAAGAGGAAAACATAGGAAGAGGGGCAGGAAAGAAGCCGCCGCTCCTTTAAGAACACCCTGGCTTACCGAAGGGTATTACCAAAGGGTACTGGCTTACTTACTTATAAGAGCCGGAGGGAAGGAGACCAGAATCAACTTCTTATAAGGTTCTAAATAAGGGGGTTTCCTTTTCTCTTATAAGTAAGTAAGGAAGAAGCCCTTTATGCAAGAACTCCCGGGCTCGTAGGCCGCCCCTTCGATGGCCAGGGGGGTGGTCGGGGGCCCCAGCCCATACTTGGGGCTGGGGTTGGGGGCCCCTGCCCCAACTTGGGGCAGGGGCCCCCGAGCCCCCGACCCCTCGCTGAAGCAGCCGGGGTGGCCATCGAACCCGGGGCTCGATGGCCGCCCCCGGCCCTTCTTCCCTACGGCTCTCCCTTCTACCCTCCGGTTCGGTTCGGTCCGGCTATGTTTTCTCCACCCCCGGCCTCCTTCTTTCCTTGTTTTTCTCCACCCCTCCGGTTTAAAACTAAGTTTAGCTAGACCCCTTCGGTCTACACTTATTTATAATGGGAAAACCAAGGACAGGGCGGGTTCGATGGCCACCCCGGCCATATAGGGGCCATCTAGCCCCTTCGGTTTAAATCTAAGTTTAGTCAGACCGAAGGATCCTGGACTTAGGTTTAAGCCGGACCGGAGCCGGACCGGACCGAACCGGAGGGTAGCCGGAGCCGGAGGGTAGGAGGAAGGGAGAGCCGGAGCCGTAGGGACCGGAGGGAAAGAGGGAAGGAACCGGAGCCGTAGGGACCGGAGGGAAAGAGGGGAGCCGTAGGGTATCCGAAGGGTAGCAGAAAGAGAGAGGAAAACTTACCTAAGAGAGAGCCGTAGGGTAGGGGCTCGATGGCCGCCCTTCTTCCGAAGCAGCCCTCCTTCGGCGGGCTCGATGGCCGCCCTGTCCTTGTTTTTCCTCCCTCCCCTCTTACGCTTCGCTCCCTACGGCTACGGCTCCGGCTCTCTCTTTTCGCTCCCTACGGCTCCGGCTTAAACCTAAGTATAGACCGAAGGGGTCTAGCTATACTTAGTTTTAAACCGGAGGGGTGGAGAAAAACAAGGAAAGAAGGAGGTCGGGGGGCCCCAGCCCATCCTATGGGCTGGGGACCCCGAGCCCCAGCCCATCCTATGGGCTGGGGCTCGGGGTCCCCAGCCCATAGGATGGGCTAGGGCCCCCCGACCTCTCCTTGGTTTTTCCCATTAAAATGAACTATAACTTAGTTATAGTTCATTTTAATGGGAAAAACCAAGGAAGAGCTCGATGGCCGCCCTTCTTCCAAGCAGGCCCTTCCTTCTACCCTCCGGCTCCTCTACCACTTCGTTCCCTTCGGTTCGGTCCGGCTATGTTTTCTCCACCCCTCCGGTTTAAAACTAAGTATAGCTAGACCCCTTCGGTCTATACTTAGGTTTAAGGGTAAAAACCTAGGAAGAGGGGGCTCGATGGCCGCTCGGGGGGGGGCCACAGCCCATACTATGGGCTGGGCCCCCCCGAGCCCAAGCCCCAAGTATGGGCTGGGGCTCGGGGGGCCCAGCCCATAGTATGGGCTGGGGCCCCCGACCCTGTCCTGGTTTTTTCCATTAAAACTAAGTATAGACCGAAGGGGTCTAGCTATACTTAGTTTTAATGGGGCCCCTAGACCGAAGGCGGCCCCGCCCAGACTTGGGGCTAGGGGCTCGTTGGCCGCCCCCTCGTTGGCCGGGGGCGGCCAACGAGCCCCCGGCCAACGAGGGGGCCAAAAATCAAGGAAAGAAGGAGGCCGGGGGTTCGATGGCCACCCCTTCTGCGGCCGGGGGTGGCCATCGAACCCAGCAGAAGGGGTGGCCATCGAACCCCCGACCGGACGGAAGCGGAGCGTAAGCCGTAGGGAAAGAGCTGGACTTATTTTTAATGGTAAAAACCAAGGACATAATTAACTATAACAAAGTTATACTTAATTATAATGGGCTAGGAATTTTTACCATTATAAATAAGTATAGTCAGACTATACTTATTTATAATGGTAAAAATTCCTCGCCCCTCGTAGGCCGGGGCGGCCTACGAGCCCGGAGGGAAGCGGAGGAAGAACTGCTGCAATTTACCCTTATTTAAAGGGGTTCTTTCATTTTCTTTCTAGGAGACTTATACTTTCTATTTTGCTGTTTCTTCCCTCCCTAAGGAGGGAGACTTATACTTTCTCTAATCCCGTAAAGGAAGGAGACTCTTTCTAGGAGACTTCGACTTTCTATTTTGCTGTTCCCTCCCTCCTATAGGAAAGAGACTCTTTCTTTCAGGAGACTCGGGGAGAGGGAGACTTTTTCTACTTTCAGGAGACTAACTAAGACTTTCTTATTTGAAGCAGTAGAAGCCCTTTAAGGAGTATTCTTTCTGTTGGTATTCTTTATAAGCAAGAAAATGGAACACCCCTCTTATTAGGGCTTTATGGCGGCCTACTCTTAATAAAATAAATAAGAACCCTTTATTTGTTCTTTCATTGAGGTAGACTCCTTTTTGACCCTTTACTTACTTACTTACTTACTTACTTAGCGAAGCGTACTGGCTTACTTACTTACTTACTTACTTATAAGAATCTCTTTCTATTTTGCTGTTCCTAAAGGAGATCTGGTCCTTTCTTTTGCTCTTATTAGGAGACGCTTTTATGTAAGCAAGAACCCTTTTGCTCTTATAAGGAGACTCTCTGCCCTTTTTTGCTCTTATAGGGAGATTTATACTTTCTCTACTCCCTGGAGAGCGTAGAGGTAGACTTATATTTTCTTATTATTTTGCTTCTAAGGAGGGAGACTATAGGGCTCCTTTTGCTCTTATAGGGAGACTTATACTTTCTTACTAGGAGACTTCTACTTTCTTCTTGAAAGGAATTTTATAAGAGGGAATCTATAGGACCCTTCCTTATCTTTTAAGGATTTCTTCTTTAAAGGAATCTTATAAGGGGGAACCTATAGACCCCCTCCTTATCTTTTAAGCATTTCTTCTTTAAAGGCTTTCTTACTTTACTTAAGATTCTTCTTATCATCTCCCGAGAGGTAGACTTATTCTTTCTTTCTTTCTTTTTTCCTTTAAGGATTTCTTACTTTACTTAAGAGGGAACCTATAGGGCTTAAGGAGACTTGCAGGTGTTCCTTCTCTTCTATAGCAAGAACCCCTTTAGAAGCAAGAAAATGGAACACCCCAAAGAGAACTGCCTTAATTGGCCTCTTTATGGCGCAGAGAGCCCCTTATTTGGATTTTCATTTTCTATAGAGGGAACCTATAGGACCTCCTGTGGAACACCCGAGGATTACGGATACTCCTTTTAGGTACCTTCTTACTTACATATAAAATTTCTTCCTTTAACGAGACTCTTTCGAGAGACGGAGACACCTTTCCCTTTTAAGGAAAAGGGCAGCGATTCCTGCCGCCCTTTTTATTCTCCTCTTTAAGGCGGGGAGACTTCTTTTAGGTTCTTATAAGGAGACTTATAATTTTTAGATGGAGACTTATACTTTCTAGGAAGAAACACCTTATTTCTTAGGGGGTTCTTTCTATACCTGCTGTTCATTTTCTAAGTAAGAGTGGCCTTCTTTAAGGGAACAGCAGGCGCAGGTTTGCTATGTACCCTTTGGGGAGTTCTGAAACCGCAGGAGTTCTTATGCAGTTCTTGTTGGTTGTTTCAAAGAAGCAAGAAACTTTGTTCCTTTAAGAACCCCTCCTTTTGGGGAGTTCTGAAACCGAAGGAGTTCTTATTTGCCTGTTCCCTACGGTTTGCTTTGAAAGGAAAGGGCTGAAGTTTAAACTTCGATCCGGTTGGTTCCCCCATAGCATGCCGTTCTGCGAAGCACCGAACAAAGAGAACCGCAGTTCTTTATGGAAAACGGTTCTTATTTGTTTGCTTTGCTTTTAGTAGGCCGACTTTCGATACGGTTGGTACCCAAAGCAGGCCTACTCGTACCCTTCGGGCATAAAGCCAGTAGCCAGTACATCGGCGAGTCTCCCCCTGCTCCTGCTTGAAAGAACTGCTGTAAGAAAACGAATCTGTAAGAACACGAATCCTTCTGTAAGAACACGATTCCTTCGGTAAGAACACGAAGCTGTAAGAACACGAATTTGTAAGAACACGAAATACTGCTCTTATTAAGAACACGAAGCTGTAAGAACACGAAGCTGTAAGAACACGAAGCTGTAAGAACACGAAGCTGTAAGAACACGAAATACTTAAAAAGGAAAATTCTAAGAATCCAAAGAAAGAGAAATAGAATACAAAGAAAGAGAAATAGAATCCTGCTGTTCTTACTTATAAGAAATACTGCCCTTTCGCCTGCGGTTCTTTTTTTGGAATTCGACAACAGGCTGTTCCTTAAAAACATAAAGAGCACCGGGTGTTCCACCGCGGTTCTTGCTACCGGGGTTCTTCGGGCTCGTAGGCCGCCCCGGCCTCTCCTATGTTTTTCCCCTTAAAACTAAGTATAGTCTGACTATACTTAGTTTTAAGGGGAAAAACATAGGAAGAGGGGAGCACCCGGGTGCTCCGCCCCGGCTGCTCCTTAAACGCCGGCATTCTTCGAAGCAGCCGGGTGTTCCACCGCGGAGCGGTTCCCTCCCCTCTTCCTATGTTTTCCTCTACCCCAAGTTGGGGCTAGGGGCCCCCGACCCCCAACCCCCGAGTCCCTCCGGCTTAAACCTAAGTTTAGACCGAAGGGGTCTAGCTATACTTAGTTTTAAACCGGAGGGGCTATATGGCCGCCCCTTCTGCGGCCTTATAGGGGTGGAGAAAACCTAGCCGTACCGAACCGAAGCCGTAGCCGTAGGGACCGGAGGGAACGAGCCGGACCGGACCGAACCGGAGGAAAGCCGGAGGGTAGAAGGGAGAGCCGGACCGGAGGGAAGGAGAGAAGGGAGGGGAGAGACGGACCGGAGGGTAGGAGAGCCGGACCGGAGGGTAGGAGAGCCGGACCGGACCGGAGGGAACGAAGTGGTAGAGGAGCCGGACCGGACCGGACCGGAGGGAAGGAGACGAAGTGGTAGAGGAGCCGGACCGGACCGGAGGGTAGGAGAGAAGGAAGGAAGGGCCGGGTCTATATGGCCGCCCTGTCATTGGTTTTTCCATTAAAACTAAGTATAGACCGAAGGGGTCTAGCTATACTTAGTTTTAATGGGGCTCGGGGGCCCCTAGCCCCAACTTGGGGCAGGGGCCACCCCGAGAAAAAACAAGGAAAGAAGGAGGCCGGGGCTCGATGGCCGCCCGCCGAAGGAGGCCGGGGGTGGCCATCGAACCCTATGTTTTTCCCTCTTTGGTTCTTTCCCAATCTAATTAACTATAACTAAGTTAGAGTTAATTAGAATGGGAAAGAACCAAGGAGGGAAAGAAACACATAGGAAAGCCCCCATTTTTGCTATGGGTCTTCTTTTTATAAACTTCTTATAAGTAAGATAAAATGAGGCGCGTTATAGCTACCTTACAACCTCCACCTTAAAAGCCATTTGACTATACTTAGAAATCTGATAAATTAAAAACCAAGGGAATGTTCAAAACAAAAGAAAAAAAAACAATGGAGAGTTTGATCCTGGCTCAGGATGAACGCTGGCGGCATGCTTAACACATGCAAGTCGTACGAAATAAGTCTTAAAATTTATTTAGTGGCGGACGGGTGAGTAACACGTAAAAACCTACCTTTAGGAGGGGAATAACAAATGGAAACAATTGCTAATACCCCATAAGCTGAGGAGTGAAAGCATTAAATGCGCCTAAAGAAGGGTTTGCGTCTGATTAGCTAGTTGGAGGGGGTAAAGGCCTCCCAAGGCCACGATCAGTAGCTGGTCTGAGAGGATGATCAGCCACACTGGGACTGAGACACGGCCCAGACTCCTACGGGAGGCAGCAGTGAGGAATATTCCACAATGGGCGAAAGCCTGATGGAGCAATGCCGCGTGGAGGAAGAAGGTCTGCGGATCGTAAACTCCTTTTTTCAGAGAAGAACACAATGACGGTATCTGAAGAATAAGCTCCGGCTAAGGAATTGGCCTCCTATCTCGTGAGGGATAGGGAAACATTCAGCTCATAACGGTGAAACCCAAACGATGCGGTACTTTACTATTAAGAAATTCTTACTAACTAACTTATTAAGAGTTTTCTTAGTATTTATTTCTTTATTTATTTATTTATAAGAATTCACTCTTATATATATATATATAATTAATGGTGAATCTTTTAAAGGCGTGGGCAATACCGTGGGAAGTTTACGTGTAGCAATAAACAAATTTATAAGAAAAAGGCTCGGGGGGCTCTTCCTTGGTTTTTCCCCTTAAAACTAAGTATAGTCTGACTATACTTAGTTTTAAGGGGAAAAACCAAGGAAGAGCCCCCGACCTCCTTCTTTCCTTTTTTTTCCTCTTACGCTTCGCTCCCTCCGGATTAAAACTAAGTATAGACCGAAGGGGTCTATACTTAGTTTTAAACCGGAGGGGCGGAGAAAAAAAAGGAAAGAACTGCGGCTTCTTCTTATTAAGAGGGGAAACAAAGGGAGGCATTTAACAAGAAAAAGCTAGAATCATGGGAAAGTACGGGTTCTAAAAATAGAACTACATATTACTTCCTAAGAGCGAAAACAGGGAGAAAAAAGAAAACAGCATTTATAGGAAAGGTTGTAAAAGAAAGGGAAGATCTTATAAATTAAATGAAACACGTAAACCCCGTAACGACTTCGGAAAGTTTGAATAACAAAGTACGAGATGGAGAGAAAAAGACAAGCTCCATAACACGCTGAACCTCTTTTACCTTTTTGCAAGTTTATACAAAAAGGAAAAAGAAGATGGTATAGTCTATGCCCTTGGAAACAAGGGGTTTACATGAACCCTGTGCCAGCAGCCGCGGTAATACAGGGGGAGCAAGCGTTATCCGGAATGATTGGGCGTAAAGCGTCTGTAGGTGGTTTCAAAAGTCTACTGTCAAATAAGTTGGCTCAACCAGCATAGGGCAGTGGAGTACTATGAAACTAGAGTGCGGTAGAGGTAGAGGGAATTCCTAGCGTAACAGTGAAATGTGTAGATTTTAGGGAGAACACCAGCGGCGAAGGCGCTCTACTGGGCCGTGACTGACACTGAGAGACGAAAGCTAAGGGAGAGAAAAGGATTAGATAAATCCTTCCATGTTGTATTGTTTCGCGTTTGTTGAAAAAGACAACATGGAAAAGGTGTCCTTTCATGTAGTGATACATGATTAGCATTCAGCTATATCGGTGAAACTTGATTAAACTGTTTTAATAATACAAAGAACAGTTCCTCTGCCTTAAAGGAAGGCAGGAATCGCTGCTACTCTTCGGATTTTTCGTTTTACCTACCTAACTAGAATTTGCCCTATAGGAAAATTAGAGTTAGTTAGTTAATAAAACGAAAACTTTGTCGGGGGTTGGGGGCCCCCAGCCCCAACTTGGGGCTGGGGGCCCCCGAGTAGGGGTTTGGGGGTTTTCCTTGGTTTTTCCCCTTAAAACTAAGTATAGTCTGACTATACTTAGTTTTAAGGGGAAAAACCAAGGAAAACCCCCAAACCCCGAGCAGCAACAACAATACCGAGGGAAGTTAGACAAGACAAAAGGAAAAAGAGAAAGAGCAAGCCACTGCGACTATTCCTTTAGATAGAAAATTGGACTAACCCCGTAGAGACTATTAAGTTCTCGGAGAATGAGTCACGACTTGATCAGAATATGCTAAGGAAGAAGGAAAACTTACTTAATAAGTTACTGGAGGAATTAAGCAGAAAAGAAGAGCGTGTTGTTAAAAAATATAATCAATACCTATAAAAAAAATGAAAATAAAAAAAATACCTTATGTAAATCTAAAAAAATGTTTGATAAATTTAAGTAAAAAAAGGATGGAGAGAATAAAACTTTCGAAACGAATAAAAAGTGTTATATTAGGAACTCTTTTAGGTGATGCTGCATTAAATATTCAAAAGAATTTTAAAAATGCACGTTTTCAAATGCGTCATGGACATGTTCAAAAAGAATACTTTGATTGGAAAGTCCAAATCTTAAAAAGTTTAGGTACAGAAAAGGCAGTCCATTTCCAAGAACCAGACGGTTATCAAAAAAAGAAGCATGTAGGGAAATGGCATTTTCAAACTAGAGCTTTACCGGAATTAACACAAATATTTGAAATTGTATGTAGTTCTAAAAAGCGCAAACAGATTAAAAGAAGTTGGTTAAATCACTTAACAAAAGAAAGTCTGATGGTATTATGGTTAGATGATGGGAGTCTTTTAAGAAAAAAAGGTGTATTATGTACAGAAGGTTTTTCGAAGAAAGAAAACTTAATCTTAAGTAAATACTTAAAACAAGTATGGAAAATTGATACAAATGTTATTCCAATTTTGAAAAAGAGGAATCTTCCAACGCCTTTAGTCCTTAGTAATAAAGGCGTTGGAAGATTCCACCACCCTAGTGTGGAGAGAGAAGTAGAACAAGAACAACGATTTTATTATAGAATTCGAATAAATACAACAAATTTAACAAAGTTTTTTAGACTGATAATTCCTTTTATCCCCTGCGCAAGTATGGTATATAAAGTTTGTATTGATTATGTGGACCCCGAGCTTAAACAACGCTGGATCTCTATTTTAAAGCAACAACTTCCACAATTTTCAAAAAAAATTCTTGAAGTTTATGCAAATCGAGTTTCTCTAAAGAAATAAGAGAAGCACGGTTAATAACAAATAAGAGAATGATATAGTCCAAATTTATTAACTTATAAGTAAGTAAGTTAAGTAAGAGCATTTTTTACTTACTTACTTACTTATAAGTTAAATAAAAAAAAGAAGACCCTTGTATTCTTAGCTGTAAACGATGGAAACTAAGTGGGGGCTGCAAAGCCGCCCCTGCTGTAGCTAACGCGTTAAGTTTCCCGCCTGGGGAGTACAATCGCAAGAGTGAAACTCAAAGGAATTGACGGGGACTTGCACAAGCGGTATTCAAAACACGTACTTAACCACATGTTAATCTGCCGCGTACAAATGCAAATTTGTATAGTCTGTAAGCCAAGCAAGTCTCCAATATATATAAGACTTTTGGTCTATCCTTTGTTTTTAAGCCGAAGAGCAGGACCGATCTGGGCTCGTACTAGCCCCTTCTTCCTATGTTTTTCGGCCCCTAGCCCCAAGTTGGGGCTGGGGGCCGAAAAACATAGGAGAGGCCAGGGGGTGGCCATCGAACCCCCGGCTGCTTCTACGAGGGGCAGCAGTTCTTACCTGCTGTTCTTTTTAAGGAGACTGATAAGTTAAGTAAGGTCTACTTATAAGTAAGGGGCAAGAACTGCAAGCAGCGAAGAACAGCAGGGGTTTCTAGGGGCTCCTAATAGGTACGCCCTTCTTACGGAAGAGGGGGCACACCTTACCCCTTTCAGGTCCTGCTGGAAAACAAAGGAAGGCCAATAAAAAGTAAAATTGGCCGAGCAGATGCTCGAGGCGAATATTCTGGCTCATAACGGTGAAGTCTAAAATAAACACAAGTGTTTATCATGATAATGCCGTGGGAAGTCTAAACAACCTTATTTAAACAAACACACTAACATGCTTAACTTATTCTTATATTATATTAGAATATAAGTGTTGTATTGTAAGAGTTCTGATGTTTAAATATAGATTGTTTATGACCCCGTAACGACTGACCTGCTCTTTAGTAGTTCTAAAGAAGCTTCCTGTTTATGAGGAAGGGGGGAAGAGAGGATTTCCTCTAATACGCCAGCCCTTTTAAATATGTTAAGTAGAAAAAAACTCGAAAAACTTATAAACAAACAAATATGACCTTATCACAACAATCCAAAGGTTTTACAATGGCTCGTTTAATTGGTTTAATTCAAGAGGTTCATTTTACTGGACGTACACCTAAAAAGAAAGAAAGTAAGAGACGTCTGCCGTATTAATGAATATTTAGCGATTGTCAATGGTTATTTTGAACAACAACTCTCTAACATATTCGCTTAACGGCTAATAAAAGGTGAAAGCATAGTCTAATCTTTAATGAAAATTAAAGCAATCGAAAAAATGCTCTTATTCGAAATAACTCATTTATAGATTTATGGGATTCTGTGGTTTAATTTGATGCTACGCGAAGAACCTTACCAGGGTTTGACATGTCTAGAATTTTCCAGAAATGGGAAAGTGCCACCTAAAAATGGAACTAGAACACAGGTGGTGCATGGCTGTCGTCAGCTCGTGCGTTGACGTGTACGGTTAAGTCCTGCAACGAGCGCAACCCTCGTCTTTAGTTACCAGAAGGTTCTTTAAAGAGACTGCACGCGCAAGCGTTGAGGAAGGTGAGGATGACGTCAAGTCAGCATGCCCCATACACCCTGGGCGACACACGTAATACAATGGTTGGGACAATCAGTAGCTAACTCGCGAGAGCTTGCCAATCTGTTAAACTCAACCTCAGTTCGGATTGTAGGCTGCAACTCGCCTACATGAAGCCGGAATCGCTAGTAATCGCCAGTCAGCCAAATGGCGGTGAATACGTTCTCTAGTCTTGTACACACCGCCCGTCACACCGCGAAAGTAGATTGTAGTTGAAGTCATTAGTTCTAAAGACGGTGCCCACACTCCAATTTATAATCATGGTGAAGTCGTAACAAGGTAAGGCTACTGGAAGGTGGCCTTGGATCACCTCCTTCTCTTAATACAATACAACTAGAACTTAAAAGAATTACTTACTTAAGACCGTAGGGTACTGGCTTACCGAAGGGTACTGGCTTACTTACTTACTTACTTACTTATAAGTACGTTCTTATTAATTTCTATAAATTTAGCACTTTAAAGTAAATAAGTATTTCTGACTTATCTTAGATAAGTCAGAAATACTTATTTACTTTAAAGTGCTTTCTGTTTCTTTAAAGAAAGAATTTCTATAAGGGCTATTAGCTCAGTTGGTTAGAGCGCACCCCTGATAAGGGTGAGGTCGGTAGTTCAAATCTCCCATAGCCCATCCTCAACATAACCTCCACTTCTTATAAGTAAGTAAGTAAGCCGGTTTCGCTACCCTTCGTACCCTTCGTACCCTTCTTCTGCGAAGAAGTAAGCCAGCTTCTATAACGCAGAAGCCCTTCTTCCTTAAAGCCCTTCCTTTTCCTCGGGGGTTGGGGGTCGGGGGCCCCTAGACCGAAGGCGGCCCCGCCCAGACTTGGGGCAGGGGCTCGTTGGCCGCCCCCGGCCAACGAGGGGGCGCCCGTCCTTGGTTTTTCGGCCCCTAGCCCCAAGTCTGGGCGGGGCCGCCTTCGGTCTAGGGGCCCCCAACCCTTAAACCTAAGTATAGCTAGACCCCTTCGGTCTATACTTAGTTTTAAGGGTTGGGGGCCCCTAGACCGAAGGCGGCCCCGCCCAGACTTGGGGCTAGGGGCCGAAAAACCAAGGACGGGCCCCCGACCCAACTTGGGGCTGGGGGCCCCCGAGCCCCCAGCCGTAGGCATCGGAAAGAAGAGAAGCCCATTACCGAGGATTCTAGGGAATGTAGCTCAGTTGGTAGAGCACCGCCTTTGCAAGGCGGGGGTCGCAGGTTCGAGACCTGTCGTTTCCACTTCTATTTTATTTAGGTCGGGGGTTGGGGGCCCCCAGCCCCAACTTGGGGCTGGGGGCCCCCGAGTAGGGGGTTGGGGCAGGGGCCCCAACCCCTGCCCCAACCCCCAAACCCCGAGCAAAGGCAAAGAAAGGGTTAAAGGACCTAAACTGTTCAAACAAAGGAAAGGGTCAAATGAAAAAAGGCTTACGGTGGAATCCTAGGCACCCAGAGACGATGAAGGGCGCAGATACCGGCGAAACGCTTCGGGGAGCTGGCAACAAGCATAGATCCGAAGATCCCCGAATAGGGCAACCTGCAAAACTACCAACAAAATTCATAAGTTGGAAAGAGAGAACCCAGTGAATTGAAACATCTTAGTAGCTGGTGGAAAAGAAAGCAAACGCGATTCCCGTAGTAGCGGCGAGCGAACCGGGAACAGCCTAAACCTTGTATGTGCGTTTACGTACATAAGGGGGTAGTGGGAAGACTAATAAATTAAATAAGTGGCTTATCTTACTTACTTATAAGTAAGTAAGTAAGTAAGAATAAAAAACGAAGCAGCTGAAACCTGCACCATAGATGGTGAAAGTCCAGTAGTTGCAATGTAAAATAGAATAAGTAAAGTCTAATCCCGAGTAGCATGGGACACGTGGAATCCCGTGTGAATCAGCGAGGACCACCTCGTAAGGCTAAATACTACTGGGTGACCGATAGAGAAAGAGTACTGCGAAGGAACGTTGAAAAGAACCCCCGTAGGGGAGTGAAATAGAACATGAAACCGTATGCTTACTAGCAGTGGGAGGGGTCGCCTACTCCTGTTCTTATAGGTAGGAGTAGAGAACGCCTGACCGCGTGCCTGTTGAAGAATGAGCCGGCGACTTAGAGGGTCTGGCAGGTTAAGGAGGAAGTTCCGGAGCCAACGCGAAAGCAAGTCTGAATAGGGCAAAGAAAAGTCAGATCCTCTGGACCCGAACCCGGGTGATCTAATCATGACCAGGATGAAGCTTGGGTAACACTTAGTGGAGGTTTTCAACTCATGACGGGCCTCCTTCTCGTGGCAACATGAGAATAAAAAGCTGACTCATATCGGGGGACCCCTTACCTTATTTGTCTTATATGTTATTTGAAATATATTCAAATTACAAAGTCAAATAAGCAGGAAATCCCGAGGGAAGTTTTTATTGTGTATTCTTAAAAAAAAAGAAACAGAGCTATTACCCTTTTAAAAAATTGAACCTAATAAGAACTTCTCGGGGGGGCCCCTGCCCCAACTTGGGGCAGGGGCCCCCGAGCCCCTGCCCCAAGTTGGGGCAGGGGCTCGGGGGCCCCTGCCCCAAGTTGGGGCAGGGGCCCCCAACCCCCAACCCTAACTTTTTATAAAAAGTTGAAACTTGTTCTTTTTGCCACTTACTTACTTACTTATAAGAAGGGGGGAAAACAGGGATTATTATAAGAACAAAAGAAAGTGGTATTTTGTTAGTTTATATTAACTAACAGCAGTAAAAACCCCGTAACGACTGATTCGAAAGAAGAGAGTTTAGATAACAATCTAAGCTAACACGTCAGATCTACACAAGCTCAAAAAAGCTATGCTATTTTTGCAAAATGCAATACACAACATGTTTTTTTAGCAAAATGCAATACACAATTTTCAAGACTCATGGGTTTTTAGGAGTGCTAACTTTTGCAGGAGTGTTAAAATATGCTAAGGCTTTTAGTTGTAGAATAAGGTATAGTCTAAACTACCTAGAAATAGGTAGGGAAGAAAAGCGCTCTTCCTAGGAGCACTTTAACGTAAGGTTCTTTTAAGTGCTGCCCTCTTACTTACTTACTTATAAGTAAGTAAGTACAGACTTAACTTATAAGTTTTATAAGTAAGTCGGAACTTACTTACTTACATATAAGTAAGTAAGAGGGTTACTTAACAGTCTTATCAAGTCAAGGTGCTCTGAAATATTGCCGAACCGACCGATGTTGAAAAATCGGCGGATGAGTTGTGATTAGGGGAGAAATTCCAATCGAACTCGGAGCTAGCTGGATCTCCCCGAAATGCGTTTGGGCGCAGCGGTCAACGAAAAAGTTGAACTTCAACCAATAGGAGCCGTCATGGGGTAAAGATACTGTTTCGATGCGGGCTGCGAAAGCGGTACCAAGTCGTGGCAAACTCAGAATACATGATGTAGCCTTCCGTTAGCCAGTGAGACTCGAAGGGAGAAGCTTTCGTTAGTCAAGAGGGAAACAGCCCAGATCACCAGCTAAGGCCCCTAAATGGTCACTAAGTGGGAAAGGATGTGAGAATGCTGTAACAACCAGGAAGTTCGCTCATCAGGGCGCAATAACATGTGAATGCTATTGAAAATTGGGAGAATTGTCAAGGACGCTAAGGTAAAAAAAATTACTATGCCAATTTGCAGCGGAGTATGGCAATCGCCTTAAGAAAAAATTGCTATAAACGTTCAACGACTAGGAAGTGAGTAAAATGCGTACAATAATCTTCCCACGAGTACCCAACATCTTGCTTACAAAACTAATAAGAAGAGCTAAAAGTTTTTATGTTATAAAATTTCATAATGAAATAAAAAAAATTAACAACAAACTCTCGGCATTTTTAGGAGATTTGTTCAAGATGAAGACATAGTCTGAACTATATGGAAACATATAGAAACAAAAGATAAAGAGCTTTTGTATGTCTTATGATAATTAATTTAAAAAAAATTATTATATCGACACTACCGACAGGACAGTTACTAGCTAAACTGTCAATATCCATAGACATTTTAGGTGTAAACTGTCTCCTCTTCCCCCTCGATGGCCTCCTCCGGCGGGCGGCCATCGAGCCCCTCTTCCCCCTCTTCCTATGTTTTTCGGCCCCTAGCCCCAACTTGGGGCTAGGGGCCGAAAAACATAGGAAGAGGGGGCTCGTAGGCCGCCCCCGGCCTACGAGGGGGAAGAGGGGGACTAAAAAAGGAAGGGGTTTTAGAGATATGTCGTTAGAAACAATTTGTAGAAGCAGCTACCTTTAAAAGAGTGCGTAATAGCTCACTGGTAAAGCGTTCTTGCGCCGACAATGGCCGGGACTTAGAAAAGTGACCTGCCGAAGCTGTGAGATTTAGAGAATCTAAATCGGTAGGGGAGCGTTCCGTTGTTGGGTGAAGTTTCCATGGAAATGGGAATGGACAGATCGGAAGTGAGAATGTTGGCTTGAGTAACGAAAACATTGGTAAGAATCCAATGCCCCGAAAACCGTTGGGTTCCTCCACTAGGTTCGTCCATGGGGGGTGAGTCAGGACCTAAGGCAAGGCCGAAAGGCGTAGTCGATGGAAAACAGGTTAAGATTCCTGTACTGTTTTTATTGGGAACCAAGGGACGAAGTAGACTAAACTGGGACTGTGATTGGAATACATTGGAAGCGTTAAAGCAGACGATTTTAGAAAAAAAACTAAAATAAAGGAAAACGTGACCCCTATTCTTATAAGTAATTAGAAGAGTAGCCAGTGATGTCAAACTTCCAAGAAAAGCTTGTACACCAAAAAGAAATTTTAAACAATAAAAATACTTGTACCTGAAACCGACACAGGTAGGTTGGTAGAGTATACTAAGGGGCGCGAGAGAACTCTCTCTAAGGAACTCGGCAAATTAACCCCGTAACTTCGGTAGAAGGGGTGCCTTATTTCTAAATAAGGTCGCAGAGAAATGGCTTAAGCGACTGTTTATCAAAAACACAGGTCTCCGCAAAGTCGAAAGACAATATATGGGGGCTGACGCCTGCCCAGTGCCGGAAGGTTAAGGAAGTTGGTTATTATTATTTATAATAAAAAGCTGATAACCGAAGCCCCGGTGAACGGCGGTTGTAACTATAACAATCCTAAGGTGACACGGTTATTCCGTTCGGCTGCCTTACTTCTTAGGTAACTAAGAATATTTAACTTCACTATTTGCGGGAACACCCTCAAAAGATGAGCATACACCTTATTCAGTTAAATTAATAAAGTAATAGAATACTTCATTTTTTTATAAAAAAGCAAAGAGCTTCCCTTTTTACCTTTGGACAATTTTCCAAACAAAGAAGGCTGAAAAGTCGTAAAAATTGCTCATACACGGGGACAATCCGCAGGAAACCAAATAAGTACCGCTTGGGGGCCCCTGCCCCAAGTTGGGGCTTTCCTTGGTTTTTCCCCTTAAACCTAAGTATAGTCTGACTATACTTAGGTTTAAGGGGAAAAACCAAGGAAAAGCCTTTTTTAAAACTTAAAGTAGGTTCCTCAGAGACTATACGTGAAGATACTATCAATTAAAAAATAAATAAAAAATAAATTATGCAATTAACAGATAAATGGGTAGTTGGTTTTGTTGATGGCGATGGTTGTTTTAAAATAATTAACGCTAAAACAGGAAAAAGATATTGTTTTGTTGTATCACAAGATAAAAGATCAGTAAATGTTTTATATGCTTTAAAAAAAAAGTTTGGTTGTGGTTCTGTAAATAAAGTAGGGAAAAATATGCGTGAATACCGAGTTTCTAGTAAAAAAGATTTAATAGAAATTATTCTTCCTTTTTTTGAGAAAAACCCACTTCAGACAGAAAAACTAAAAGATTTTCAAATCTTATATGAAGATCTTACTGACAAAAAACTATTATTGCCAGGAAAAACAATTTGTAGAGACTGGTTAACTGGTTTTATAGATGCTGAAGCAAACTTTCATGTTTCTATGGTAAAAAATTACCCTAGACCTCAATTTGTAATCGGTTTACATTTAAAAGAGAAAGAAATTCTTGAATCTATTCAAAATTGGATGCGCAGTTTCACTAATAGCAACTACAGCGGTGGTACTGTGTATGAAAAAAAAAAGAAAAATGGTTCAAATTATTTAGTATATCAAATAAGCTCTTTAACTGGTTTTCTTGAAATCATAAAAGTTTGTACTACTAATACAAATCGTTGTTTATTAAAAACATCAAAACGCATTGACTTTTTAAAATTTAAACAAATTATTCGCATTATTCAACAAAAAAGACACCTTACAGATAATGGTATTTTAATTATAAAAAAAATTCAACAGAAATTGGTAGTATAAGATAGAGTCCGGTCTAATGTGAAAACATTAGAGTAGCTCTAGCCTGAACTCTAACGTTTATGGAAGAGAGTCCGGGCCAGAGCTACACAAGATTTTTGGTAAGCCCCTCCTACCCTTGCAAATTTTAACCTTAAGGGGTAGGGTCTTCCTTGGTTTTTCCCATTAAAATGAACTATAACTAAGTTATAGTTCATTTTAATGGGAAAAACCAAGGAAGACCCCTTTGGGGTTAGCAGAAGTGAAGCTGTTAAAAAAGCTAGTGGCGAAACTAAAATTTTTGTTAACATAACAAGCGAAATTCATTGTCAAGTAAGTTTTGACCTGCACGAAAGGCGTAACGATTTAAGCACTGTCTCGGAGAGAGGCTCGGTGAAATAGACTTGTCCGTGAAGATGCGGACTATATCTACTTGGACAGAAAGACCCTATGAAGCTTTACTGTATCCTGGAATTGGGTTCGGGCTTTTCTTGCGCAGTCTAGGTGGGAGGCGACGAAGATCTTCTTCCGGGAAGGTCAGAGCCAAAATTGAGAGACCACTCTGGAAGAGCTAGAATCCTAAGGGTGTTCTTAAAAGAAATGTATAAGACACTTAACAGTTTCAGGAGGGCAGTTTCACTGGGGCGGTGGCCTCCTAAAGCGTAACGGAGGTGTGCAAAGGTTCTTTCAGCCTGGACGGAAATCAGGCATTGAGTGCAAAGGCAAAAGGGAGCTTGACTGCAAGACCTACAAGTCGAGCAGGGGCGAAAGCCGGCCTTAGTGATCCGACGATTCCATGTGGAAGGGTCGTCGCTCAACGGATAAAAGTTACTCTAGGGATAACAGGCTTATTTTCCCCAAGAGTTCACATCGACGGGAAAGTTTGGCACCTCGATGTCGGCTCATCACATCCTGGAGCGGTAGTACGTTCCAAGGGTTGGGCTGTTCGCCCATTAAAGTGGTACGTGAGCTGGGTTCAAAACGTCAAAGCAGGCGTGTTATTGTCGTAAGGCAATTTAAGAATTAACTGATATCGGTAAAACCTTCCTATTTATGAATTGAACCGTTCAAAGGTTGTTTAGACTTATATATATATAGATTCCAAACAACCTTCCTTCCCCTTTAGAGTTCATTTTAATGGTAAAAGGAAGGGATAAAAGGTAAATAGATGGCAATACCGAGGGAAGATTTTATATTATTGGTTGGTTTCTCGTCCTTGGTTTTTCCTCGGGGGCCCCTAGCCCCAAGTTGGGGCTAGGGGCCCCCGACCATTATAATTTACTATAACTAAGTTATAGTAAATTATAATGGTCGGGGGCCCCTAGCCCCAACTTGGGGCTAGGGGCCCCCGAGGAAAAACCAAGGAAAGAAACAGAAAGAAACAGGAAGAAAATTTCTGTTTCTCTGTTTCTTGTTTGAATATTAAAAAGAAAAAAAAAATAAGAAAATATGAAAAATATTAACAGTACAAGATTTTCACACTTAACAAATGAACAAAAGGCTTATCTGGCAGGTTTTATTGATTGCGACGGTTCATTAATGGCACAAATTGTTAGAAAACCCGATTATGCTTACAAATTTCAAATTCGGGTAACTATTCAGCTTTCACAACGAACAAGTCGTATTCATTTTCTTAAGGAAATAGCCAGCGAAGTAGGTTATGGATATGTAGTGTCACGTAATAATATGAGTGATTACGTGATAACACAAGCAAACATTGTCTATGAGTTATTAAGTTTACTCCTTCCTTATTTAAGAATGAAAGTCAAACAGGCTAATTTAATTCTAAAAATTATTCAAGAACTTCCTTCAGCTAAGGTTTCTAAAGACAAGTTCATCGAGCTGTGTATCTTAGCAAACCAAGTTTCTATACTTAATACGCCAAATAAAATCCTTAAAAATACTTGGCAAGTGGTTAAAGCAGAACTAGAAAGCGAAGACCTACAATAGTATGTTATCCCCGTAGAGACTTCAAAGTGCTTTTAAAGCACTTTGGGATATTCTTTCGTGAGAGGAAGAGTATAAAACGTTAACTCCTATATGGTTTATAGAAAACATATAGGATGAAGATATAGTCCATGCCTTGTGAAAACAAGGAGTTCCATGTGTGAAACAGTTTGGTCCATATCCGGTAGATACGTTAGAGCATTGATAGGAGCGTTTCATAGTACGAGAGGACCTGAAACGACGTGCCAATTGTGTACCAGTTCTCACTCCAGTGGGAAACGCTGGGTAGCTATGCACGGAGACGATAAAAGCTGACAGCATCTAAGTTTGAAGCACACCTAGAGATGATTGCTCTTTTAAGGTCGCGGTAAGACAAACCGTTTGATAGGTATCAAGTGGAAGGCTAGTAATAGTTGTAGCTGAGATATACTAAAGACCGTTAAATTTTGATCTGTTCTTAATGTAAGAAAATAAAATGATATGTATGTATGTTTAAAAAAAAGATAAGAATTCCTGTCCTATGAAGTCTTATTAAAGCCAGTACCCCTTCGGCTTGCTATTTCGAATAGGCGGGTACAGAACAGTACTTCCGGTATAGTTTATAATAAACTATACCGGAAGTACTGTTCTGTTTACTCTTACTTAGCTAACTTAACTAGCTTACCGTAGGGTACTTACTTATAAGTAAGTTACCCTACGGTAAGCTAGTTAAGTAAGCTAATCTTTTTTGTTTAGCCTTGGTGCTCTATGTTAGCTTGGACCCACACCTAACCATCTCGAACTAGGTTGTGAAATAGGCTAAAGGTTTAATATACTATGGGCAAGGCCCATTGGGAAAATAAACTTAGTGCCAGGGATTATTTTTCACTATACTATAAGCTTCCCGTAGGTATAAGTAAGTTAAGTACCCTACGTTTCTTTTTGTTTTTTTGTATGTGGTTGCTCGGCTAAAGGTTTAATATACTATGGAAGCAGCAAGGCCCATTGGGAAAATAAACTTATTAGGTGCCAGGGATTATTCTTCACTATACTATAAGCTTCTCGTAGGGTATAAGTAAGTTAAGTACCCTACGTTTCTTTTTGTTTTTTTGTTTGTATGTGGCTTAAAAGGAACGTTTATTTACTTATTTATTTGAACGTATTATTTCCTTATTTGAACGTATTATTTCCTTATTTGAACGTATTATTTCCTTGTTTGGCTCTTCCTTGGTTTTTCTCGGGGGCCCCTAGCCCCAAGTTGGGGCTAGGGGCCCCCAACCCATTAAAATGAACTATAACTTAGTTATAGTTCATTTTAATGGGTTGGGGGCCCCTAGCCCCAACTTGGGGCTAGGGGCCCCCGAGAAAAACCAAGGACGGGCTCGTAGGCCGCCCCCTCGATGGCCGGGGGCGGCCATCGAGCCCCCGGCCTACGAGGGGGCTTTTCCTTGGTTTTTCGGCCCCCAGCCCCAAGTTGGGGCTGGGGGCCCCCGACCATTAAAATGAACTATAACTAAGTTATAGTTCATTTTAATGGTCGGGGGCCCCCAGCCCCAACTTGGGGCTGGGGGCCGAAAAACCAAGGACGGGCTTTTCCTTGGTTTTCTCCCTCCCTCCCTCCTTCCCTACGGCTACGGCTCCGGCTCCGGCTTAAAACTAAGTATAGACCGAAGGGGTCTAGCTATACTTAGTTTTAAGCCGGAGCCGGAGCCGTAGCCGTAGGGAAGGAGGGAGGGAGGGAGAAAGGACGGGCTTTTCCTTGGTTTTTCGGCCCCCTCGTTGGCCGGGGGCTCGTTGGCCGCCCCCTCGTTGGCCGGGGGCTCGTTGGCCGCCCCCGGCCAACGAGGGGGCGGCCAACGAGCCCCCGGCCAACGAGGGGGCGGCCAACGAGCCCCCGGCCAACGAGGGGGCCGAAAAACCAAGGACGGGCTTGGGGGCCCCTGCCCCAAGTTGGGGCTAGGGGCCCCCGACCCCTGCCCCAAGTTGGGGCGAGGGGCCCCCGACCCCTGCCCCAAGTATGGGCTAGGGGCCCCCGACCCCTGCCCCAAGGCTGGGGGCCCCCGACCCCCAGCCCCAAGGCTGGGGGTCGGGGGCCCCTAGCCTTGGGGCAGGGGCCACCCCCCGACCGAAGGGTAGCAGAGCGTAAGAGGGAAGGAAGGGACCGTAGGGTAGGGAGGGACGTAGGTTACTGGAAAGGTAAACTTTGCCATTATAATTAACTATAAACTATCTAAGTAGGTTATAGTTAATTATAATGGCAAAGTTTACCTTTCCAGTAACCTACGGCCTCCCTCCAACAACTCCTGGTTTTGCCGGAGCACCGTAGGGAACCGGCTTCGGATTAAGCTGAGGTCTAACTAAACTTATTTATAATGGTAAATTATAAGTAAGGATACAGGGCTGATGAGATCCGAGTTTTGTGGGGGGCCCCCTCGTTGGCCGGGGGCGGCCAACGAGCCCCTGCCCCAACTTGGGGCAGGGGCCCCCGAGCCCCACAAACAAACAAACAAACAAACAAACAAATAAGTCGCATACGGAAACCGGGTTTCAAGAACTCCTTATTATGGTTAACTTTTAATGCCCGAATGTTCTTGGGAGAGCCACAAGTAAGAGGCCCTTCTAAAAGATCGAACTCTTGCAGTGGGCTACTTATATGTAAGTAAGGAAGGGGGTTTTGGCGTTAGAAGGGAAGATTTCTCTTTTGTGGGCTAGTTTACCATTATAAATAAGTATAGACCGAAGGGGTCTAGCTATACTTATTTATAATGGTAAACTAGCCCACAAAGAAGTCATCCTAAGAACGGGCGCTTTACCTCTTATCTTACTTATAAGTCTGCTACGCCGCCCCCTTTCCCTCTACCCTTCGCTTCCTCTCCCCCTCTTATACCCTACGTCTCCAAGCACCGGCTCTTATTAGGAAGCAGCCTCCCCTCTACCCTGTCCCTCTACCCTTTTCCTCTACACTGGTTCCCTCTACATCGCTTTCCCTCTACACTGGTTCCCTCTACACTGGTTCCCTCTACAACGGTTTACATCTGGGGGCAGCTCTTCCTGCAGCCCTTTGCTGCGCGCCGACCGGAGGGAAAGAGGCCGCCCTCTACCCTAAGGCTCTCTCTCTACCCCTCTTCTGCGGCTTCCCTCCGGCGAGGGCGGCGGAAAGAGGAACCCCTTTCCCAAGGGAGCGGTCGTTTTCTTTCTTTCTTTCTTTTATGTCCCTTCTTCTTTCTTATAAGTAAGTAAGTGCTCCCTTTTTGGGCTCACTTACTTACTTATAAGAAAGCATTGTGCTCCCTTTTTGGGCTCCTGCTATGTGCATTCGCTCCTGCATTGTGCAAAAACCCGGTGCTCCTGCCCTTTATGTGTTCTCTGGAAAGAGGGAAGGGATCGGGTAAAAAGGGGGGGGAACCACCAGCAGTGCTCCTGCTATGTGTTCTGCCAAGAAGTGCAAGAAATGGAAGATTCCTCGAGAACCTCCTACCTACCTACCTACCTACCTACCTACCTACCTACCTACCTACCTACCTACCTACCTACCTACCTACTAAGTATGGAAGAAGACATATTAATTTAATTAATTAATTAAGTTAAGCCAGTACTACGGGTCCCACTTTTAAATGAGCAGCTCTTCACCCTCGAACTCCTGCAAGAAATAGAATTGCACATATAAGTTAGTACATACTACCCCTTTGGTAAGAATAAGTAAGAACCTCCTGCATTATGTGCTCCTGCAAAATATGTGCTCCTGCCAACTATGTGCTCCTGATCCATATGTGCCTTCTTCTTTCTTTTTTTTATGTGCAAGATCTTTCTTATATGTGCTCCTGCTATGTGCTCCTGCTCGGGCTTCTTGCGCCTTACCGAACCGGACCGGAGGGTAGAGGCCGCCGTGCCGGGGAAAGGGTAGCAGAGCAGCTTACCGTAGGGTATAAGAGGGGTAAAGGGAAAGAAAATTCGCAGAAGCGCAAGAACTTATTAAGAACTCCTGCTATGTGCTCCTGCTAAGTATGGAAGAAACCCTCTCTCTCTCTTTCCCTCCGGCTTACGCTTCGCTCCCTCCGGTCCGGCTTACACTTCGTTCCCTCCGGCTACGGCGGCGTGGTGAGGTTCCACTTATAAGTTAAGTAAGAAAAACGTAGTGTACTGGCTAGGTGCTGAACGTATTATTTCCTTATTTGAACGTATTATTTACTTATTTTTTTTTTAAAGGCTCGGGGGTCGGGGGTTGGGGGTCGGGGGTCGGGGGTCTTCCTATGTTTTTCCCCCTCGTTGGGTTCGCAGGCCACCCCCTCGATGGCCGGCAGAAGGGCGGCCAACGAGCCCCGGCTTCTTCAACGAGGGGCGGCCCCTGCCCCAAGTTGGGGCTAGGGGCCCCGGCAGAAGGGCGGTCGGGGGCCCCTAGCCCCAACTTGGCAGAAGGCAGGGGCCCCAAGCCTCTCCTTGGAAAGATCCTTTTTAATGAACTATAACTTTGTTATAGTTCATTAAAAAGGATCTTTCCCCTCGATGGCCGCAGAAGGGCGGCCATCGAGGGAAGAGCCCCTTAAAACTAAGTATAGACCGAAGGGGTCTAGCTATACTTAGTTTTAAGGGGCTCGTTGGCCGCCCTTCTGCCGGGGCCCCTAGCCCCAACTTGGGGCAGGGGCCGCCCCTCGTTGAAGAAGCCGGGGCTCGATGGCCGCCCTTCTGCCGGCCATCGAGGGGGTGGCCTGCGAACCCAACGAGGGGGAAAAACATAGGAAGAGCCCCCTACCCCCGACCTCCCAAAGACTGATAGATAGAATCCGGCTCTTTATAAGATCCCAGTTCCTGCTTATAGCCGGCCTTCTTTAGGTAATAGTAATCTTTAAAACCTAATAAGTAAAAAACCGCTCGGGGGCTCTTCCTATGTTTTTCTCGGGGGCCCCTAGCCCCAAGTTGGGGCTAGGGGCCCCCCTTAAAACTAAGTATAGTCAGACTATACTTAGTTTTAAGGGGGGCCCCTAGCCCCAACTTGGGGCTAGGGGCCCCCGAGAAAAACATAGGACGGGCTTGGGGGCCCCTGCCCCAAGTTGGGGCTAGGGGCCCCCGACCCCCAGCCCCAAGTTGGGGCAGGGGCTCGTTGGCCGCCCCTGCTGCGGCCAACGAGGGGGCCCCCAACCCCAAGCCCCAAGTTGGGGCTTGGGGCCCCCGACCCAAATAAGTAAAAACCCGTCAAAATAAGTAAAAAACCGTCCAAATAAGTAAATAGATGTCCAAATAAGTAAATAAGTGTATTTATAAGTAAATAAGAGTATAAATAAGTAAATAAAGAGTCTTATAAGTAAATTAATGTCCAAATAAGTAAATAAGGGGTCTTATAAGTAAATAAGGGGACAAGCCGCTTAAAGAAGGAATAAATGAGGGCTTCTCTTCCTTGGTTTTTCGGCCCCCTCGTTGGCCGCAGCAGGGGCGGCCAACGAGCCCCTAGCCCCAAGTTGGGGCTAGGGGCCCCCTTAAAACTAAGTATAGCTAGACCCCTTCGGTCTATACTTAGTTTTAACGGGAAAAACCAAGCCGGAGGGAAGAAGGGCTTGGGGGCCCCTGCCCCAAGTTGGGGCTTTCCTTGGTTTTTCGGCCCCTAGCCCCAAGTTGGGGCTTCCCCCTTAAACCTAAGTATAGCTAGACCCCTTCGGTCTATACTTAGGTTTAAGGGGGGCCCCTAGCCCCAACTTGGGGCTAGGGGCTCGTTGGCCGCCCCTGCTGCGGCCAACGAGGGGGCCGAAAAACCAAGAACGGGCTTGGGGGCCCCTGCCCCAAGTTGGGGCTAGGGGCCCCCGACCCCCGACCGCCCTTCCCCTCTCTCTAGGGTTTTCCCATTATAAATAAGTTCAGCCTCTCTAGCTCTGCTACCCTTCGGTCCCTCCGCAGAAGGGCGGTTCTTGCACGTTCCTTTCCTACTACCCTCCGGTCCGGCTACGGCTACGGCTCCGGTTCTGCTATTTCTTATAAGCCGAAGGGTACTGGCTCTTATAAGTAAGTTAGAGCGCGTTTCCATTTCGAGTAGCAGCCCGGCTACTTACTTATAAGAGATCCAGCGGTTATAAGGCCCCTAGACCGAAGGGTCCCAGACTTGGGGCTAGGGGCTCGTTGGCCGCCCCTGCTGCGGCCAACGAGGGGGCCGAAAAACCAAGGAAGGTCGGGGGGGCCCCAGCCCATACTTGGGGCTGGGGGTTGGGGCCCCCTCGTTGGCCGCAGCAGGGGCGGCCAACGAGCCCCTGCCCCAACTTGGGGCAGGGGCCCCCAAGCCCGTTCTTGTTTTTTCGGCCCCCTCGTTGGCCGCAGCAGGGGCGGCCAACGAGCCCCTAGCCCCAAGTTGGGGCTTTCCTTGGTTTTTCCCCTTAAACCTAAGTATAGTCAGACTATACTTAGGTTTAAGGGGAAAAACCAAGGACGGGCCCCCTTAAAACTAAGTATAGCTAGACCCCTTCGGTCTATACTTAGTTTTAAGGGGGCCCGTCCTTGGTTTTTCCCCTTAAACCTAAGTATAGTCTGACTATACTTAGGTTTAAGGGGAAAAACCAAGGAAAGCCCCAACTTGGGGCTAGGGGCTCGTTGGCCGCCCCTGCTGCGGCCAACGAGGGGGCCGAAAAAACAAGGAAGAGCCCCCTACCCCCGACCGCCAGACGCGAATAATGGATTCGGACTTCTTACTTACTTAATAAGAGCGTCTGGAATGGGTTAATAACCCCGAGCCTTACTATATTTACCTTGTACTATCTGTGGCTCGAGGACGTAGAATTACACCACGTTCCATCGGTTAAAAACAGCACGTATCTGTCGAAAAAGGCAATAAAACAACGTAGACAAATTTCGCAAGAACTGCCGGCTTTGTTACATCAAAGTTCATCATTAAAACTTATTTAAGTTTTCGGAACTATGCAGCCCAGCCACAATTAGAACAGTTGCGATATATGACACCTTTCACTAGTGAAAACTGCATCCATCCGTTCTAAGCAGGACAAGAGGAAAACCCTGCTTAGAACTCCTAACACTTGCCCTTTGAAACTTGTTACTAATACTAAATAATACAACACTCATCCATCTCAATCTTTAAACTAATAATAATAAATATAAGACTGACTCTTCACCACAAGAATCAATCTACGTCTTCTTGCTACTCATTCAAATGTATGTCTCTACTACCCCCGAAATATCAGTGGAAATAATTATAGAAGGTGCTCTACGTCCTAGAAGCTTTACATGAAAGAAAAACCGAACAACAAAACTTCCTTAGGGGAACTACGGGAAGACTCCTAATAAGATAAGTCCAACATGGAATATCCCGGCCGACTCCCTCCCTCCCTCCTAATAAGAACCTGTTTCTCCCTCTTACATTAGAGAAAACAGTGAAACGGCTCTTTCGCAGAATGCTCCCGACTTGTTTAGTTTTGCTCTTTCTTTGAAAGATCCATCCATCGCTATCGTTCTTATTTGTTTGTTTGTTTGTGAACTGTTCCGGTGCAGCCAATGCTGGCCTCCCTTAGTGCTACGATTTGGCATACTGAAAACGAATCTATAACTCTAACTAAAAGGGAAAGCAGATTTATAAGACTGTAAAAACAAATACCGAAAGCCAACACTCCAGATACGCTCTAATAACAGGAAGGCCCCCAGCCCCAAGTTGGGGCAGGGGCTCGTTGGCCGCCCCTGCTGCGGCCAACGAGGGGGCCCCCAAACCCAGCCCCAAGTATGGGCTGGGGCCCCCGACCGCCCCTTCTGCGAAGCAGCCCTTCCTTCTACCCTCCGGCTCTCCTTTCCTACCCTCCGGTTCGGTAAGGTCCAGCTATGTTTTTCCCATTATAATTAACTATAACTTTGTTATAGTTAATTATAAGCCGGAGCCGGAGCCGTAGCCGTAGCCGTAGGGAACGAAGTGGTAGAGCCGGAGCCGAAGGGTAGGAGGGAGGGGAGGGAGAAAACTTACCTAAGAGAGAGCCGTAGGGTAGGGGCTCGATGGCCGCCCTTCTTCCGAAGCAGCCCTCCTTCTTTCCTTGTTTTTTCTCGGGGGCTCGGGGGCCCCTAGACCGAAGGCGGCCCCGCCCAGAGTTGGGGCAGGGGCTCGTTGGCCGCCCCCGGCCAACGAGGGGGCCCCCCTAGCCCCAAGTTGGGGCTTCCCCCTTAAACCTAAGTATAGCTAGACCCCTTCGGTCTATACTTAGGTTTAAGGGGGAAGCCCCAACTTGGGGCTAGGGGGGCCCCCTCGTTGGCCGGGGGCGGCCAACGAGCCCCTGCCCCAACTCTGGGCGGGGCCGCCTTCGGTCTAGGGGCCCCCGAGCCCCCGAGAAAAAACAAGGACAGGGCTCTTCCTTGGGCTCGATGGCCGGGGAGGCCATCGAGCCCAAGGAGAGGCGCCCCTGCCCCAAGTTGGGGCTAGGGGCCCCCGACCGCCCTTCTTCCGGCCATCGAGGGGGTGGTCGGGGGCTCGGGGGCCCCTGCCCCAAGTTGGGGCAGGGGCCCGTCCTTGGGTTTTCTCGGGGGCCCCTAGCCCCAAGTATGGGCTAGGGGCCCCCAACCCATTAAAATGAACTATAACTAAGTTATAGTTCATTTTAATGGGTTGGGGGCCCCTAGCCCATACTTGGGGCTAGGGGCCCCCGAGAAAACCCAAGGAAAAGCCCGTTCTTGGTTTTCTCCCTCCCTCCTTCCCTACGGCTCCGGTCGGGGGCCCCTAGCCCCAACTTGGGGCTAGGGGCCCTTCCTTGGTTTTTCCCCTTAAACCTAAGTATAGCTAGACCCCTTCGGTCTATACTTAGGTTTAAGGGGAAAAACCAAGGAAGAGCTCCGGCTTAAAACTAAGTATAGCTAGACCCCTTCGGTCTATACTTAGTTTTAAGCCGGAGCTCTTCCTTGGTTTTTCCCCTTAAACCTAAGTATAGACCGAAGGGGTCTAGCTATACTTAGGTTTAAGGGGAAAAACCAAGGAAGGGCCCCTAGCCCCAAGTTGGGGCTAGGGGCCCCCGACCGGAGCCGTAGGGAAGGAGGGAGGGAGAAAGGAAGAGCCATCGAACCCGAAGGAGGGTTCTTCTCGTAGCATTATGCCTACGGAAACCGCGTTTATTCCTTCTTTTCCTCGCAAAAGAGGGCTCCTCCGGAACACGGCGGGCCCAGAGTTCCTTACGGCCTTTTTAAAAAGCCTACGGGCGACCCTAAAAAAGAAGGCGCGTATTGCAACTCTTAACAAAAAAAGAGCCTCTTTCCCTCCGGTCCCTCCGGCCTCTTACTTACTTATAAGTAAGAAGCTGGGGTTCTTACTTATAGCAAAATAGAAGGGCGGGTACTTACTTATAAGAACCCTTCTTACCTCTTACCCTCCGGTTCCTACAAAAGAAGACTTTAAGGCGAGTACCTCTTCCCCGCGCCTATTGCTACTCTTAACAAACAAACCGAAGGGTCCAAAAGGCCGGCAACATACCAAAATACCAAAAAAACGAAGGAAGGGGGCAACAACCGAAGGGTACAGGCCAAACAACATACCAAACAAACTTATAAACCCGAAGGGTACAGGCAAATAAGAGTTAAAGGCGGCGTTTAAAGCAGCCCCTCTGACTTACTTACTTACTTATAAGTATTTCGGGGGTACTTATAAGTAAGCCAGTACGCTTCGCTAAGTAAGTAGGCCCTTCAGATCCAGAAGCCTACGGGCGAGCCTTTTAAAAGACCGCGCGTTCTACTACTCTTAACAAACCGAAAAGGAGAGAACCGTAGGGTACAACCAAAGGGTACAGGCCGAAGGGTAGCAGACCTAAAGGTCCAAAAGAAGGGTACAAAAGACCAACAAAAAAAAACAAACAAATAAGAGGCCTTCCTCGAATCCTGCCCGACAGACTCTTAACAAAAAAACAAACAAGAGTGGCCCCCTATAATAAGCTGGCTTCGGGTTCTGCTACTCTTAACAAACTACCAAACCGAAAAGGAAAGAACAAACCGGCCCTTAAGGCAAACAACCATACAAACTTATAAGAAGGGTGCAGGCAAATAATAGTCCCCCTCTTCCTTATACCTAAGAATACTGAAAGGGTCGAGTCTCATCAGCCGGGTTCTTCTATAAGCCGCCTAAGCAGAAGAGCCTCTCTTATAGAGGTTTCTTCTCTAGCCCCCCTGGCCTTTCTTCGGTCGGGGGCCCCTAGCCCCAACTTGGGGCAGGGGCCCCCAAGCCCTTGAAGGAGGGGCCTTTCTTCTAGAGGACCCGCCCTATGGACTCTTCTTTGCCCTCCGCCGAAGGGGCGTAGAGAAGCGCTCCAGAGAAGCGCGCCTTTACAGGTACTTATAAGAACGGTCCCTGTATTCTAGTTCAACTCTGCAGATGCAGCAGCCGCCTGTTGTGTTCTTAAAGGGGTTCTTGGGAGTGCTTTAAACGGAACCAGCCTTACTTATAAGAGCGCTTAGAAGCTTCGCCCTCCGAAAAGGGAGAACCCTCTTATAAGTAAGTAACCGAAGGGTAGTGGGCAAGTAGCAGACGGTCAGAACTGTCTTCTAGCCGAAGGGCCTCTCTTCCTTATAAGAAAGGGCTTACTTCCTTATAAGGCACCCATCCTGCGGTTCCATTCCCTGTACCCTTCAGCTGCCGGAAGAGCCGCCCCTTACTTACTTATAAGTCGCAGGAGTTCTTGCTAAAATGCTACAGACCTACAGACCTACCTATAAAAGGTAGAATAGTTTTTCTTACTTAGCGAAGCGTTTCCCCTCTTCCTATGTTTTCCTCTACCCCTCCGGTCGGGGGGCTCGGGGGCCCCCAGCCCCAAGTTGGGGCAGGGGCCCCCAACCCCAGCCCATACTTGGGGCTGGGGGGCCCCTGCCCCAACTTGGGGCTGGGGGCCCCCGAGCCCCCGAGTCCCTCCGGCTTAAACCTAAGTTTAGACCGAAGGGGTCTAGCTAAACTTAGTTTTAAACCGAAGGGGCTCGATGGCCGCCCTTCTGCCTCGTTGGCCTCCTTCTTTCCTTGTTTTTTCGGCTCGGGGGCCCCCAGCCCCAAGTTGGGGCTGGGGGCCCCCAACCCCCTCGTTGGTCGGGGGGGCCCCCAGCCCCAACTTGGGGCTGGGGGCCCCCGAGCCCCAGCCTTGGGGCTGGGGCCCCCGAGCCGCAGCAGGGGCGGCCAACGAGCCCCTAGCCCCGTGACAATTCTGGAGCATAACAAGGTAGATACCTTTGTTTCACTGGCCTCCCTGATATAACCATCAGGGTGTGTGGCCACACCCCTCTCAATGGCATCTCGCCATTCAGTACCCGTCATAGGCGTAAACATACCGTAATCTATATCTTTAAAGTAACCGGGTCTAGAATATGTTTGACTCCAAGGCTCTATTGCGTGGAATTCTTCTCGAAGGAGGCAACGGCGTCCTCCAAGGACCTTCCATTCAAGGAGCTCTGGGAGGTACCGGATTAAATAATTTTTTTGGATCTTGTGGATCTTGTGGATCTTGTGGATCCTGTGGGTATTCGGTTGTCATAACTTATATGTATTTTCTTTTTTTTTTATTGTACATTGTATTATTTAGTATTACTTACAGGCTTCCACCCCTTGGCAATAAATGTGTCCGGAGACGGAAGAGGTATGTAAACCTCCCCGGGGTGTATGTAGTTTTCACTAGCAAATATACTGTTATCCCATATCGGAACAGTTCGAATCGAAGGAAAACGAACTAGCGTATTCTTTAAGATTAGGCTCCGGGACTTTAATGTGACAAAGCCTACAAAGAGGGATCTGTCGACGATTTTTTATTGCCATTTTCTTTTCAATTGTGTCCGCATTTGGAATTGAAGAAATCGGTCTGCTTTTGACCGATGGTACGTGATGTAATTCCACGTTAATTCCCGAACCACACTCGGCACAAGGCATATCGAGTAGGGCTCGAGTTCTAGCATTGACCCATTCTAGGCGTTCCCCTCTTCCTATGTTTTTCGGCCCCCTCGTTGGCCGGGGGCGGCCAACGAGCCCCTAGCCCCAAGTTGGGGCTAGGGGCCCCCCTTAAACCTAAGTATAGTCTGACTATACTTAGTTTTAATGGGGCCCCTAGCCCCAACTTGGGGCTAGGGGCTCGTTGGCCGCCCCCGGCCAACGAGGGGGCCGAAAAACATAGGAGAGGCCGGGGGTTCGATGGCTCGGGGGCCCCTGCCCCAAGTTGGGGCAGGGGCCCCCGACCACCCCTTCTGCTGGCCATCGAAGGGGCGGCCATCGAGCCCAAGAAATCCTGATCCATTATGCGGAGAGTTCTGGACCAGTCATCCCGAGCCGTAAAGACGAATTCTCCCTTGGATATGGACTTTAACTTCTGACTAACAGGTATGTTCGCTTGCTTTCTAGACTTTCCAATGGCGTCTTTTATGGAAAGAAGAGTCCATGTCTTCTTTAACGTAAGAGCACCTCCCTTCCGATCTTTAACATCAATGTAATATGGGATTGTTAAACCTTCAGGTGACGCGAATGACCGCATGATCTTACGAATTTTAGTGTTATACTTGTGGGCTAAAGTCTTTATGGCTGCCCATCTAATGATGTACATCCATCTATTGAGGAGCGACCTATAAGTAATGAAATCCGTGTAATATTCACAGAAACCTCTCATCACAGCGTTAAAGCGCTCCACAATAATATGAGGTTCATAGGCTGTTATCCAGCCCATTTTGGTATTCCTTTTCTATCACAATAACCTTTCATGAAGAGCCTGTTAATCATTCTTTCCTTGTCCGGTCCGATTATCAGGTCCCATCCCGCGGTTCTTTGAAGGAAAGCCGTATCCCCCTTTTTTATCCAGGTAAGCTTTCGGGAAAGCTTGGCATTCGAAACCTAGAAACCTTGCCCTAGCATACCTGAGGTCTGTGACCAAAGTTTTAGGACCGGAAAGCTTAGCGGATCTGTTAGCTAGAAGTCATTCCGCAAGTTCCGTTTTGATCTTTTCGGCAATATTCTTATCGAACCATAATGATGAAGTCATCAGCATACCTGACGTACACGTATCTGATTATCCTATCTTCATCTCTTTTATATGGGATAGAGAATATTTTGATTTTGATTTTCTGTCTTTCCTTAAGGACAGAACTTGTTTATTAGCTTAGGTGTTCCATTGAGTACATCTCGAATGATACGAGCTTGAACCTTAATCGAAGGGAAATAATGCTCAAACTCTGGCCTAAAATAGTTGTGTATTGTTCTAAAAACCATATCGGTATATCTACTTTGATTGTCCCGCGAAATCCACCTGCTTCTTTATTTCTGCCACTAATGGAATTAACTTAACTCCGGGCTTGAAAAGGGAGGCGATGTAACGAAGGCGTTTCTGGGCAGTTCGATATTTTTTAGTACGGGCATCCTTAATGCTTTTAAGCTCAGCGTATCGCGGGTTTATCTCCGCTTTTTATTTATGTTCTCTCCGTTAAGCTATTCATCCGCTTCTTAACGAAATCGTCCATACCCATTAAATAAATGTTCCACAGATATGGTGAATCAATCCCACCTTGAGGGAGACCCTCAAAAACTTTTGAATAAGTGGATGATCTTACATCAAAGACGTATCTGTGGAGTCTAGACCGCATGAGGTTCAAAAATTGTTTGTCTTTAATTCTTTCTCCAAGGACCGACAGAAGCTTCTCACAATCCATGTTGGGGTAGGCTGATTCGATCTTCAATGGCCGTGATGAAGCCAGAACTATTCTCTGCTATAGAGGTAATAGCTTCTCTACATCCATTAGAAGCCCTGAAACCGAAACTACAGTTCATTTTATGCATTACAGGCTCATAAATAGCCTCAAGGACCATTCTAATGGATTCTTGTACCATTTTATCCGCAAAAGCGGTGATGTTAATGGGTCTAAGGCTGTCTTTCCTACCCGGTTTGGGTATCCAAATTTGTCTACTCGCAAACCAAGGATAGCAGCCTTTCTTCAAAAGGTTACTAATGGTGAATAGTTTTTTCCAGCACAGTTCGTCGGGAAGAATAAAATTCTTCTCGGCAAATTCCTGTTGTTCTGGGGATAAATCTTTAAATTCATGTTGGGGAAGGGGAGACGCAGGAATCATTGCCCCGGCCCTACTCCTAATGTTTCTATAAGCCGTGAGAAGAATAAAAGGATTAGAAATAATTCCCAACAGATCCCTATGGGTGGGTAGAGGTAAATTCTTCTCTATACTTTCAATAGTTTTCTTAGCTATTCCTTTTAAAACTCGAAACTCGCTGTCTTTTCCAAGCCAGTAAGGTATATGAAGAAAAAATCTTCGTTTTCTCTCTTAGGAGTTGACGTTGTTGCATTGTAAATGTAATTGGCGTACATATGTTTGATTCTATCCTGTTCGTAGGTATAGAATCGGTGTTTAAAGAAACTTTGGGCTACCTTCCTGTCAAAGTCAACGGTAGCCCTAAGCTTCTTATCCACCTTTCTTTTTGTTAGGCGTAATTTGTTATAAAATTTATATTTAGCTTTCATTTTTTTAGGTTCTTATATTTCCATTTGGTCCCTTGGTCAGGTCTGTTGACCAACTTTCCAACTCATTGTAGTAATAGCAGGAATGGTTATCCTAGAGAAGTAGGGCATACGTTCTTGCCAGTTTCCTAGGACACTTCTCCCATAAGAGGCTTCCAACCTCACCTTTTGATTATAATGGATATATTACGTCCATTTTTGCATGATAATAAAGGTTTTGACTCCTGTCTGCTTACTAATCTGCCTGAAACGACTTCAGGATAAACAGATTACATGGTTCTCAGACCCATACCTACTTCCACGAAGTGGCTATAGACAGTTTGGATTGTATGTGTATATGATATCGGAACGTTAGGAGCTGGTAGATCCAACTTTTTGTAACCCTTCCATTTAGGAAAAAGAAGAAAGAAAAGAAGGAGGACGCCCGGGATATATGGTAGCGCCCCACGCTGAATGGCTTAGCGTGAGTACATTGATCCCCTCCTGCAACGAAAGGGACCTTTCCGTCCTGTTGATCATTGCAGAAATCGAGACTCACTATAGAAAAGTTAGGTTTTGGATGCCAGTTAGGTCAAAACTTCATCCTAAAAATTTGGTTCCTCTCCTCGCGTTTAACCATTCGCTTTACTCGCATGCTATTGTCGTCCTCGGTTTTCACCTTATTTCTGTTGTAATATTGTTTTATTTAGGATTTACATTGTAATAATTAAAGACTAAGCTCGTTGGATTCCTTACCGCTACCGGTAGGGGCCAAAAAGACCTATCACTCTTGAACACCAAGAGGGGACTATTCCCCATACACATCAAAATCCCGCACCCACCCCCTCGATGGCCGCAGAAGGGGTGGCCGTCCTTGGTTTTTCCCCCTCGTTGGGTTCGCAGGCTCGGGGGCCCCTGCCCCAAGTTGGGGCAGGGGCCCCCGACCACCCCCTCGTTGGGTTCGCAGGCCACCCCCTCGATGGCCGGGGGCGGCCATCGAGCCCCGGCCAACGAGGGGCTCGGGGGCCCCCAGACCGAAGGGTCCCAGAGTTGGGGCTGGGGGCCCCGCAGAAGGGGGGCCCCCAGCCCCAACTCTGGGACCCTTCGGTCTGGGGGCCCCCGAGCGGCCAACGAGCCCCTACCCTACGGCTCTCTCTATGTTTTCCTCTACCCCTCCGGCCTCTTACGCTTCGCTCCCTCCGGTCCGGCTTAAACCTAAGTATAGACCGAAGGGGTCTAGCTATACTTAGTTTTAAACCGGAGGGGCTCGATGGCCGCCCTGTCCTTGTTTTTTCCCCTTAAACCTAAGTATAGTCTGACTATACTTAGGTTTAAGGGGTTGGGGGCCCCTAGCCCCAACTCTGGGCGGGGCCGCCTTCGGTCTAGGGGCCAAAAAACAAGGAAAGAAGGAGGCCGGGGGTGGAGAAAACATAGCCGGACCGAACCGAAGCCGAAGGGAACGAAGTGGTAGAGGGGAGAGCCGGACCGGAGGGAAGCCGGAGGGTAGAAGGAAGGAAGGGCTTGGGGGCCCCTGCCCCAAGTATGGGCTTTCCTTGGTTTTTCGGCCCCCTCGTTGGCCCCCTCGTTGGCCGCCCGCCGAAGGAGGCCAACGAGGGGGCCGAAAAACCAAGGACGGGCTTTTCCTTGGTTTTTCGGCCCCCTCGTTGGCCTCCTTCGGCGGGCGGCCAACGAGCCCCTAGCCCCAAGTCTGGGCGGGGCCGCCTTCGGTCTAGGGGCCCCCATTAAAATGAACTATAACTAAGTTATAGTTCATTTTAATGGTCGGGGGGGGGCCCCTAGACCGAAGGCGGCCCCGCCCAGACTTGGGGCTAGGGGCCCCCGAGCCCCTAGCCCCAACTTGGGGCTAGGGGCTCGGGGGCCCCTAGCCCCAAGTCTGGGCGGGGCCGCCTTCGGTCTAGGGGCCCCCCCGAGGAAAAACCAAGAACGGGCTTGGGGGCCCCTGCCCCAAGTTGGGGCTAGGGGCCCCCGACCCCCTCGTTGGCCGGGGGCTCGATGGCCGCCCCCGGCCATCGAGGGGGCGGCCAACGAGCCCCTGCCCCAAGTTGGGGCTAGGGGCCCCCGACCCCCGACCGCAGAAGGGGCGGCCATCGAGGGGGTGGTCGGGGGCCCCTGCCCCAACTTGGGGCAGGGGCCCCCGAGCCTGCGAACCCAACGAGGGGGAAAAACCAAGGACGGCCACGACCGCCCTAGGGGATAGGGTAAAGAGGAAAGCGGCCCTTCTTGCAGTTCTTATATAAGAGCTGTGAGCAGAAGAACTGGAGACTTACTTACTTAAGTATTCTAACAAGTTAGAGATAAAGCACTCTTCCAAAGATCCTTAAAGGGGGGAACCACCAGCGGTTCTTTTCGGTCTTCCTGCAGCCGGTTTCGCATCCAGTCCTTTCAGTTTCGGGGGCATAAATCCTGTCTTAAAGAAAGAGAAGGAAGGAGCATCATCTATAGCTGGTGCTCCTTCTTACTGAAAGGACCGATGTACTGGCCCACTACCCTTCGGTTACTTATAAGACCTTTCTTCTTGCAAGAACTGCTCTATGCCCTTTTTCTATACTTATAGGTAAGTAAAGGAAAAGAATCCTTTTAACGAGTACGAAGTACTGGATGGCTTATAAGTAAGTAAGATAAGAATAGATAAGATAAGAAAATTACTTATAAGTTAAGTATGTCGTATAGTGAAGTTAAAACTTTCTCTTAAAGTAAGTAAGAGGCACCTTTAAAGGCGACCTAGGGCTAGAGCGCGCGGATTGCTACAAGAAAAGCCGGTGCTTGGAACGCCCATAGAACCCCTGCTCTTATAACCGCTGGATCTCTTATAAGTAAGTAGCCGGGCTGCTACACGAAATGGAAACGCGCTCTAACTTACTTATAAGAGCCAGTACCCTTCGGCTTATAAGAAATAGCAGAACCGGAGCTCGGGGGCCCCCAGCCCCAACTTGGGGCAGGGGCTCGTTGGCCGCCCCCGGCCAACGAGGGGGCGCCCGTCCTTGGTTTTTCGGCCCCCTCGTTGGCCTCCTTCTTTCCTTGTTTTTTCGGCCCCTAGCCCCAAGTTGGGGCTAGGGGCTCGTTGGCCGCCCCCTCGATGGCCGGGGGCGGCCATCGAGCCCCCGGCCAACGAGGGGGCCGAAAAAACAAGGACAGGGCGGCCAACGAGCCCCTGCCCCAACTCTGGGCGGGGCCGCCTTCGGTCTAGGGGCCCCCGAGCCCCCGAGCCTTCGAACCCAACGAGGGGGCCCCTAGCCCCAACTTGGGGCTAGGGGGGCCCCCTCGTTGGCCGGCAGAAGGGCGGCCAACGAGCCCCTGCCCCAACTTGGGGCTAGGGGGGCCCCTGCCCCAACTTGGGGCTAGGGGGGCCCCTGCCCCAACTCTGGGCGGGGCCGCCTTCGGTCTAGGGGCCCCCGAGCCCCCGAGCCCCCGAGCCCCCGAGAAAAACCAAGGAAGAGCCATCGAACCCGTCTGTAGGCTTTTAGTTTTAAGAAATTTCTATTAAACCCGTAGGAAAAGTTACTAAAAATAATAAGGGAGGGTTACCGTCTGTAAGCTTTTAATTTTAAGAAATTTCTATTAGAACGGTAGGAAAAGTTACTAAAAATAATAAGGGAGGGTTACCGTCTGTAGGCTTTTAATTTTAAGAAATTTCTATTAAACCCGTAGGAAAAGTTACTAAAAATAATAAGGGAGGGTTACCGTTTGTAAGCTTTTAGTTTTAAGAAATTTCTATTAGAACGGTAGGAAAAGTTACTAAAAATAATAAGGGAGGGTTACCGTCTGTAGGCTTTTAATTTTAAGAAATTTCTATTAAACCCGTAGGAAAAGTTACTAAAAATAATAAGGGAGGGTTACCGTTTGTAGGCTTTAAGGTTATTTAGGATAGTATATTTATAACTGGAATTGCAACTGCTGCTCTTTCAAGAAAAATGGAAACTCAGGATGGCCTTGGTCTTATAATAACCTAAATAAGTTATAGAACTTTGTTTCTTAGATAAGAAGGTGCACGTCTTTTATATATGTATGTTTTAATGCAAAACATCATAAAATACAAACCGTAGAGGGGGCTCGTTGGCCCCTCGATGAAGCAGCCGGGGTGGCCATCGAACCCGCCCTGTCCTTGGTTTTTCGGCCCCTAGCCCCAAGTTGGGGCTAGGGGCTCGGGGGCCCCTAGCCCCAAGTTGGGGCTAGGGGCCCCCAACCCCCAACCCTTAAACCTAAGTATAGCTAGACCCCTTCGGTCTATACTTAGGTTTAAGGGGGAAGCCTTGGTAGGGGCTCGTTGGGTTCGCAGGCCACCCCCTCGATGGCCTCCTCCTTTCCTTGGTTTTTCCCCTTAAACCTAAGTATAGACCGAAGGGGTCTAGCTATACTTAGTTTTAATGGTCGGGGGTTGGGGGCCCCTAGCCCCAACTTGGGGCTAGGGGCCGAAAAACCAAGGACAGGGCGGCCATCGAGCCCCGGCTGCTTCAACGAGGGGCCGCCCCTGCTGCGGCTCGGGGGGGGGGCCCCAGCCTTGGGGCTGGGGGCCCCCGAGCCCCAGCCCCAAGGCTGGGGCTCTTCCTTGGTTTTTGGCCCCTAGCCCCAAGTCTGGGCGGGGCCGCCTTCGGTCTAGGGGCCCCCCTTAAAACTAAGTATAGCTAGACCCCTTCGGTCTATACTTAGGTTTAAGGGGGGCCCCTAGACCGAAGGCGGCCCCGCCCAGACTTGGGGCTAGGGGCCAAAAACCAAGAACGGGCTTGGGGGCCCCCTCGTTGGCCTCCTTCGGCGGGCGGCCAACGAGCCCCTGCCCCAAGTTGGGGCTAGGGGCCCCCGACCCCCAGCCCCAAGGCTGGGGGCCCCCCGACCAACGAGGGGGCCGAAAAACCAAGGAAAGAAGGAGGCCCCTCTTCCTATGTTTTCTCCTCCCCTCCGGCTTAAACCTAAGTATAGTCAGACTATACTTAGTTTTAAGCCGGAGGGGAGGAGAAAACATAGGAGAGGCCTCTCCTTGGGTTTTCCCATTAAAATGAACTATAACTTAGTTATAGTTCATTTTAATGGGAAAACCCAAGGAAGGGCTCGATGGCCGCCCTGTCCTTGGTTTTTCGGCCCCTAGCCCCAAGTTGGGGCTAGGGGCTCGGGGGCCCCTAGCCCCAAGTTGGGGCTAGGGGCCCCCAACCCCCGACCATTAAAACTAAGTATAGCTAGACCCCTTCGGTCTATACTTAGGTTTAAGGGGAAAAACCAAGGAAAGGAGGAGGCCATCGAGGGGGTGGCCTGCGAACCCAACGAGGGGGCAAATTTTCTTTTAGAATTTGTAGATATGTTCTGTACAAAAAAAATTATGATATATATAAGTTATATATACTAATTCACAATTTATATTGGCGGGCGTAGCCAACTAGTAAGGCAGTGGACGGTGACTCCACTATTCGCGGGTTCAAACCCCGTAGTTCGCCCAAAAAAGCTTAAAGGTAATGTCATAAATAAAAAAACAAAAATATATGAAAGTTTACGTTTTCCAAAAAAAAGAAGGCCGTTGTCAGCAAATCGTTTACTGCTCTAAACCAAATTCAGAAAACACCGGGCTCGTAGGCCGCCCCGGCCTCTCCTATGTTTTTCCTCGGGGGCCCCTAGCCCCTAGTTGGGGCTAGGGGCCCCCAACCATTAAAACTAAGTATAGTCAGACTATACTTAGGTTTAAGGGTTGGGGGCCCCTAGCCCCAACTTGGGGCTAGGGGCCCCCGAGGAAAAACATAGGAAGAGGGGCGACGATTATAGAAAGTATCTAGCAAGTCTATCTGCCCCAGAGTTATGGTTACTTCTCGAAAAGCAAATCGAACTAGACAAAAACCAAACCCACGAAGAAGAGATGCAAGGTTATCTAAGGGAGATACACCCAGACTTTTCCTTTTGGGACCCGGAAAGCACTAACGCTTCGGACCTAAACTTCTACGAAAGGCTGGGGGCTAAGCGAGCCTCGGCCCTAAAAGAACTGTTAAAGATAATGCTAGATCCAACTAAGGGATCGGGATATTTTGAAGAAAGGCTGAAGTGCTTACAGGACCTCTACCCCGCCGGGGAGCCCGTTCTTGTAACGTGCTTAAAAGAATTCGAAGTGTTCATGTATCCATCACGAGAATGGGGCAAAATACTGCTTTCCGGATCTAGCGGAAAGCGATGCAGAAGTATTAGTAAAATTAATCGCCTTAGCTAATGATGTTATTGACGCAATATGTATCAGGTTACATAGGAAAACATGGGAGTCCTAATAAGTAGGCCCAGATCCTATAGGCACACCTTAAAAACCTGCAAGTCTACTTACTTATAAGTAAGCCAGTACGCTTCGCCTTATAAGTAGACTTGCAGGTTTTTAAGGTGTGCCTATAGGATCTGGGGCTACTTATTTAATAGGACTCTTCCATTTTTGTTTTTCCCTCACTATCCTGTTGTGCGAATATCTGATAATTAGCTATACTGATTACGTTTATTAATATTCATGCATCGCTTTCATCTAGATACGGAAAGCATTCTTTTGGACCTTTTTGTTATAGGTGTACCATATGGACACTTCGAATTCTTTCACGTACGTTACAGGCGGCGTGTTCCCTATCTTAGCATTTTTTCGTACTGAATCCTTAGGTGGCGCATTATTTTTAACATTTCCTGCCGCAGAAGGGCTCGATGGCTCTTCCTTGGTTTTTCGGCCCCCTCGTTGGTCGGGGGGCCCCCAGCCCCAACTCTGGGCGGGGCCGCCTTCGGTCTGGGGGCCCCCGAGCCCCAGCCTTGGGGCTGGGGGGCCCCCTCGTTGGCCTCCTTCTTTCCTTGTTTTTTGGCCCCTAGCCCCAAGTCTGGGCGGGGCCGCCTTCGGTCTAGGGGGGCCCCTGCCCCAACTTGGGGCTAGGGGCCCCCGAGCCCCCCTTAAACCTAAGTATAGCTAGACCCCTTCGGTCTATACTTAGGTTTAAGGGGAAAAACCAAGAACGGGCTTTTCCTTGGTTTTTCTCGGGGGCCCCTAGCCCCAAGTTGGGGCTAGGGGCCCCCAACCCATTAAAATGAACTATAACTTAGTTATAGTTCATTTTAATGGGTTGGGGGCCCCTAGCCCCAACTTGGGGCTAGGGGCCCCCGAGAAAAACCAAGGACGGGCCCCTGCCCCAAGTTGGGGCAGGGGCCCCCCGACCCCATTAAAACTAAGTATAGTCAGACTATACTTAGGTTTAAGCCGGAGCTCGGGGTGGCCCCCTCGTTGGCCGGGGGCGGCCAACGAGCCCCTGCCCCAAGTTGGGGCTAGGGGCCCCCGACCCCCAGCCCCAAGTTGGGGCTGGGGGCCCCCGACCGGAGCCGTAGGGAACGAAGTGTAAGAGGGGAGGGAGAAAACATAGGAAGAGGGGAACAACAAACCTTGGAACAACAAAGGTTGGAACAGGCGTTGGAACAGGCGTTGGAACAACAAGCCTTGGAACAACAAAGGTTGGAACAACAAACGTTGGGCTCGATGGCCGCCCCGGCCATCGAGGGGAACAACAAAGGTTGGAACAAGCCTTGGAACAACAAGCCTTGGAACAACAAACCTTGGAACAACAAGCCTTGGAACAACAAAGGTTGGAACAGGTTGGAACAGGTTGGAACAGGTTGGAACAGGTTGGAACAGGTTGGAACAGGTTGGAACAGGTTGGAACAGGCGTTGGAACAGGCGTTGGGTTCGATGGCCACCCCGGCCATCGAGGGGAACAACAAACCTTGGAACAGGTTGGAACAGGTTGGAACAAACGTTCGATGGCCACCCCCTCGATGGCCGGCAGAAGGGCGGCCATCGAGCCCCGGCCCTTCCTTCTACCCTCCGGCTCTCCTCTCCTTCCCTCCGGTTCGGTTCGGTCCGGCTATGTTTTCTCCACCCCTCCGGTTTAAAACTAAGTATAGCTAGACCCCTTCGGTCTATACTTAGGTTTAAGCCGGAGCTCGGGGGCCCCTAGCCCCAAGTCTGGGCGGGGCCGCCTTCGGTCTAGGGGCCCCCGACCGGAGGGTAGGAGGGAGAAAACTTACCTAAGAGAGAGCCGTAGGGTAGGGAACAACAAAGGTTGGAACAGGTTGGAACAGGCGTTGGGTTCGATGGCCACCCCGGCCATCGAGGGGAACAACAAGCCTTGGAACAACAAACCTTGGACCAACAAGCCTTGGAACAACAAGCCTTGGAACAACAAGCCTTGGAACAACTAAGGTTGGAACAGGTTGGAACAGGCGTTGGGTTCGATGGCCACCCCGGCCATCGAGGGGAACAACAAGCCTTGGAACAGGTTGGAACAGGTTGGAACAGGTTGGAACAGGTTGGAACAGGTTGGAACAGGTTGGAACAGGCGTTGGAACAGGCGTTGGGTTCGATGGCCACCCCCGGCCGCAGAAGGGGCGGCCATCGAGCCCCGGCCATCGAGGGGAACAACAAACCTTGGAACAACAAGCCTTGGAACAACAAAGGTTGGAACAGGTTGGAACAGGCGTTGGAACAACAAGCCTTGGAACAACAAACCTTGGAACAACAAACGTTGGAACAGGTTGGAACAGGCGTTGGAACAACAAGCCTTGGAACAACAAACGTTGGGTTCGATGGCCCCTCGATGGCCGGGGGTGGCCATCGAACCCCCGGCCTCCTTCTTTCCTTGTTTTTTCGGCCCCTAGCCCCAAGTCTGGGCGGGGCCGCCTTCGGTCTAGGGGCCCCCTTAAAACTAAGTATAGTCTGACTATACTTAGTTTTAAGGGGGCCCCTAGACCGAAGGCGGCCCCGCCCAGACTTGGGGCTAGGGGCCGAAAAAACAAGGACAGGGCGGCCATCGAGCCCCGGCCCTTCCTTCTACCCTCCGGCTCTCCTACCCTCCGGTTCGGTCCGGCTATGTTTTCTCCACCCCCTCGATGGCCGGGGGCGGCCATCGAGCCCCTCCGGTTTAAAACTAAGTATAGCTAGACCCCTTCGGTCTATACTTAGGTTTAAGCCGGAGGGAGCGAAGCGTTAGAGGAAAACATAGGAAGAGGGGAACAACAAACCTTGGAACAACAAGCCTTCGATGGCCACCCCCGGCCGGCAGAAGGGCGGCCATCGAGCCCCGGCTGCTTCATCGAGGGGAACAACAAAGGTTGGAACAGGCGTTGGAACAGGCGTTGGGTTCGATGGCCACCCCGGCCATCGAGGGGAACAACAAGCCTTGGAACAACAAACCTTCGATGGCTCGGGGGCCCCTGCCCCAAGTTGGGGCAGGGGCCCCCGACCACCCCCTCGATGGCCGGCAGAAGGGCGGCCATCGAGCCCCGGCCCTTCCTTCCTTCTACCCTCCGGCTTCCCTCCGGTCCGGCTCTCCTTCCCTCCGGTCCGGCTATGTTTTTCGGCCCCCTCGTTGGCCTCCTTCTTTCCTTGTTTTTTCCTCGGGGGCCCCTAGCCCCAAGTTGGGGCTAGGGGCCCCCAACCCTTAAAACTAAGTATAGTCAGACTAGACTTAGGTTTAAGGGTTGGGGGCCCCTAGCCCCAACTTGGGGCTAGGGGCCCCCGAGGAAAAAACAAGGACAGGGCGGCCAACGAGCCCCTAGCCCCAAGTCTGGGCGGGGCCGCCTTCGGTCTAGGGGCCCCATTAAAACTAAGTATAGTCAGACTATACTTAGTTTTAAGCCGGAGCCTGGACCCTTTCAGTAGTTTTCCCCTTATAAATAAGTTTAGACCGAAGGGGTCTAGCTAAACTTATTTATAAGGGGAAAACTTCCTCGCCGGAGGGGTAGAGGAAAACATAGGAAGAGGGGAACAACAAACCTTGGAACAACAAGCCTTGGAACAACAAAGGTTGGAACAGGCGTTGGAACAGGCGTTGGGTTCGATGGCCACCCCGGCCATCGAGGGGAACAACAAGCCTTGGAACAACAAACCTTCGATGGCCACCCCCGGCCTCCTCCGGCGGGCGGCCATCGAGCCCCGGCCCTTCCTTCCTTCCCTCTTACACTTCGTTCCCTACGGCTCCGGCTCTCCTACCCTCCGGTCCGGTCCGGCTCTCCTACCCTTCGGTCCGGTCCGGCTATGTTTTCTCCACCCCTCCGGTTTAAAACTAAGTATAGCTAGACCCCTTCGGTCTATACTTAGGTTTAAGCCGGAGCCGTAGGGAGCGAAGCGTAAGAGGGGAGAAAACATAGGAAGAGGGGAACAACAAGCCTTCGATGGCCACCCCCGGCCGCAGAAGGGGGGGCCCCCAGCCCCAACTTGGGGCTAGGGGCCCCCGAGCGGCCATCGAGCCCCGGCCATCGAGGGGAACAACAAACCTTGGAACAACAAGCCTTGGAACAACAAAGGTTGGAACAACAAAGGTTGGAACAACAAAGGTTGGAACAAACGTTGGAACAACAAGCCTTCGATGGCCACCCCCGGCCGCAGAAGGGGCGGCCATCGAGCCCCGGCCCTTCCTTCTACCCTCCGGCTCTCCTACCCTTCGGTTCGGTCCGGCTATGTTTTCTCCCCTCTTACGCTCTGCTACCCTTCGGTCCCTACGGCTCCGGCTTAAAACTAAGTATAGCTAGACCCCTTCGGTCTATACTTAGGTTTAAGCCGGAGCCGTAGGGACCGAAGGGTAGCAGAGCGTAAGAGGGGAGAAGACATAGGAAGAGGGGAACAACAAACCTTCGATGGCCACCCCCGGCCGCAGAAGGGGGGCCCCCAGCCCCAACTTGGGGCTAGGGGCCCCCGAGCGGCCATCGAGCCCCGGCCATCGAGGGGAACAACAAAGGTTGGAACAAACGTCCGAACAACAAAGGTTGGAACAACAAACGTTGGGTTCGATGGCCACCCCCGGCCGCAGAAGGGGCGGCCATCGAGCCCCGGCCCTTCCTTCTACCCTCCGGCTCTCCTACCCTCCGGTTCGGTCCGGCTATGTTTTCTCCACCCCCTCGATGGCCTCCTTCTTTCCTTGGTTTTTCCCCTTAAACCTAAGTATAGACCGAAGGGGTCTAGCTATACTTAGTTTTAATGGTCGGGGGCCCCTAGACCGAAGGCGGCCCCGCCCAGACTTGGGGCTAGGGGCCGAAAAACCAAGGACAGGGCGGCCATCGAGCCCCTCCGGTTTAAAACTAAGTATAGCTAGACCCCTTCGGTCTATACTTAGGTTTAAGCCGGAGCCGGAGCCGTAGCCGTAGCCGTAGGGAACGAAGTGGTAGAGGGGAGGGAGGGAGGGAGAAAACATAGGAAGAGGGGAACAACAAAGGTTGGAACAACAAGCCTTCGATGGCCACCCCCGGCCGCAGAAGGGGCGGCCATCGAGCCCTTCTGCGGTCGGGGGCTCGGGGGCCCCTAGCCCCAAGTTGGGGCAGGGGCCCCCAACCCCCAGCCCCAACTATGGGCAGGGGTCGGGGGCCCCTAGCCCCAACTATGGGCAGGGGTCGGGGGCCCCTAGCCCCAACTATGGGCAGGGGTCGGGGGCCCCTAGACCGAAGGCGGCCCCGCCCAGACTTGGGGCAGGGGCCCCCAAGCCCGTTCTTGGGTTTTCGGCCCCCTCGTTGGCCGGGGGCGGCCAACGAGCCCCTAGCCCCAAGTCTGGGCGGGGCCGCCTTCGGTCTAGGGGCCCCCTTAAAACTAAGTAGAGCTAGACCCCTTCGGTCTCTACTTAGTTTTAAGGGGGCCCCTAGACCGAAGGCGGCCCCGCCCAGACTTGGGGCTAGGGGCTCGTTGGCCGCCCCCGGCCAACGAGGGGGCCGAAAACCCAAGGAAAAGCCCGTTCTTGGTTTTTCCCATTAAAATGAACTATAACTTAGTTATAGTTCATTTTAATGGTCGGGGGCCCCCAGCCCCAACTTGGGGCTGGGGGCCGAAAAACCAAGGAAAAGCCCGTTCTTGGTTTTTACCCTTAAACCTAAGTATAGTCAGACTATACTTAGTTTTAAGGGTAAAAACCAAGGAAAAGCCCTTCCTTCTCCTCTTACGCTTCGCTCCCTCCGGTCCGGCTCTCCTACCCTCCGGTCCGGTCCGGCTATGTTTTCTCCACCCCCTCGATGGCCGGGGGCGGCCATCGAGCCCCTTCGGTTTAAAACTAAGTATAGCTAGACCCCTTCGGTCTATACTTAGGTTTAAGCCGGACCGGAGGGTAGCCGGAGCCGTAGGGAACGAAGTGGTAGAGGGAACCGGAGCCGTAGGGTAGGAGGGAGGCCGGAGGGGTAGAGGAAAACATAGGAAGAGGGGAAACGCTTCTCTAAGTAAGTAAGTAAGAGAGTAAGTAAGAGAGTAAGAGAGTAAAAGAGTAAGTAAGAGAGTAAGTAAATAAGTAAGCCTGGAACTACGGAGGGGTTCGGTAAGTAAGAGGATTTTACGTCTAAACGTCCCGCCTGGGAGCCTTCCCTGCATCAACTCTGGGCTCGAGAGTGGCTGCTTTTCCTCGAGGGTCTAGGTAGAGACAACTCTCCCCGAATGGCACTGCGCCTTTAAAAGGTCTTCTTGTAAGTAAGAAGCCGATCTATAAGAGTCCCACACCCTGCCCAAACTAGAAGAGTCAAAGCACCCCATCGGTAGATCTCATAAGCCGACTCCCCCCGAACTAGAAGAGTCCCTTCACCATCGGTGCTCCCGAAATAGAAGAGTCCTATAAGTAAGGGGCACGCTGAGATCCCGAACTAGAAGAGTAGCTTCCCCAGGATATCATAAGCCCCTCTCCCCCGAACTAGAAGAGTACCAAACCCTGCCCGAACTACAAGATTCTTAAAGATGGAAGAGAAGCCGCCTCTCTTATCTTATTAAGAGTCCGAACTGCTCCACCCTGCCATAGCACCGATGGCCCATCCATTCTTGCCCCGGTCCCCGGGAGATCGCAAGAAAAAGCCGCCTATAGAAGAGTCCCCCTCTTCCCAGCCCTTCTTCAACCTTTTAAGGAAGAAAGAGAAGCTGCCTATAGAGCCTTTCGAAGAACCCCGGTGCAGTGCAGGGCCTAGTCTTACTTAGCTTGTCGGGAAACAAAACATAAAAAAGAGCACCCCTCTTATTAAGTTAAGAATCCCGTATTTATTCGAAAGGCGGCCTATAGAAGATTCCTTAACAAAACATAACATTCTGTAGTACGGAAAAACTTTCTTTTTTTCTTTCTTTCCCTCTACCCTTACCCCTACGGGTTCTTTCTTTCCCTCTACCCTCTGGTCCCTCTACCACTTCGTTCCGCTCGGGGGCTCTTCCTTGGTTTTTCCCCTTAAACCTAAGTATAGTCAGACTATACTTAGGTTTAAGGGGAAAAACCAAGGACGGGCCCCCAGCCCCAAGTTGGGGCAGGGGCCCCAACCCCTGCCCATAGTATGGGCAGGGGTTGGGGGCTCGGGGGCCCCTAGCCCCAAGTTGGGGCTAGGGGCCCCCAACCCCTGCCCATACTTGGGGGGCCCCAGCCCATAGTATGGGCTGGGGCCCCCCAAGTATGGGCTGGGCCCCCCCGAGCTCCGGCTACGGGTTCTTTCTTTCTTTCTTTTATGTCGGCCTCTATAAAAAAAAACAAACAAAAATTTAGAGCCCCTCTTACTTACTTATAAGTAAGGGCCTTCATTTCAGTCTTTAAGGAAGAAGGTCCTACTCTTACTTAGCTTGTCGGGAAACATAAGAAACGATATAGATCCTGCTCCCGAAGGGGATGCCTCTTGTTGGGCGTTTGTTCGAGTAGGACGGGAGGCTGCTTCTACTTTAAAGTAAGTGGGCGGGCCCATAGCACCGGCGTTTAAGCCGAAGAGCAGCTGGATGCTCCTTAAACGCCGGTGCTATGGCGTCCCTTTCATAACAAACTTATAAACAAACAAATAAGAGGCTCTCTCTTGGTTTTTCGGCCCCCAGCCCATACTTGGGGCTGGGGGCCGAAAAACCAAGGAAGGGCTTGGGGGCCCCTGCCCCAAGTTGGGGCTTTCCTTGGTTTTTCCCCTTAAACCTAAGTATAGTCTGACTATACTTAGGTTTAAGGGGAAAAACCAAGGACGGGCCCCCGACCCCAGCCCCAAGTTGGGGCTTTCCTTGGTTTTCTCCCTCCCTCCTTCCCTACGGCTCCGGCTCCGGCTTAAAACTAAGTATAGACCGAAGGGGTCTAGCTATACTTAGTTTTAAGCCGGAGCCGGAGCCGTAGGGAAGGAGGGAGGGAGAAAACCAAGGACGGCCCCCGACCCCTGTTATAAGGAAATAGCAGGTACTCTTAACCAATAAGAACGAATCCTGACCTTTAAAGCACCGATGGCCTCTGTAAGAGAAATCCGAATCCTGCCCTTAAAAGCACCCCTTCTTCGCAGAAGGGCGTCTATAAGACCAAAGAATACTGCCTACTGCTACGATGGCCTCTAGAAGAAAAGAGTCCCCCTCTTATAATAAGTTCGTTAGTTAGTAAGAGAGGCCTCTTACAAGCAAGCAAGCAAGCAAGCAAGCAAGCCGAAGGGTACTGGCTTACTTTAAGAGAAATGGAAAGCTCTCTTTCCAGTACATCGGATTGCTTGCTTGCTTGTAAGAAATAGCAGGCGCATTTCTCTATACAGATTCTTATAAACTTAAGAGAGTAGCCCTTCTTTCCCTTTCTCTTTGTAGAATAGTTGACATACTTAGTACGCAACGGATTTCTTACTTAGAAGGAAGTAAGAACTCTTCCATTTTCTCTTATCTTATTAAGAGCAGGATCGCCCCCCCTCGTAGGCCGGAAGAAGGGCGGTCGGGGGCCCCTAGCCCCAACTTGGGGCAGGGGCCCCCAAGCCTCTCCTTGGAAATTCTCTTTTTAATGAACTATAACAAAGTTATAGTTCATTAAAAAGGGAATTTCCAAGGAAGAGCCCTACCCTACGGCTCTCTCTATGTTTTTCCCATTATAATTAACTATAACTTTGTTATAGTTAATTATAATGGGAAAAACATAGAGAGAGCCGTAGGGTAGGGCGACGAGCCCCTCTTCTGCATAGAACTGCTCCTTTAAGAACCAGTCTTACTACCTATAAGAAAAATCCTGCTCTTATAAGTAAGTATCTATGAAGCCGCCCGTCTCTAAAAAAATCCTGCTCTTATAACCGCTGGAGAAGAAAACCTTTAAGGGGCTGCTCTGCTCCCCTCCGGTGCCGGGGTCTTCCATGCGCGGATTGCTACTCTCCCCCCCTCGTATTAGGACTTAATGGTCCTTCGGTGCTTGGGCGCCACTTAAGGCCTACGAACAAACATAAGAATCCTGCCCTTTAAAGCACCCAGGGGTTCTTCTCGTACTAGCCCTTCCCTCGAGGGGGTTTTTAAGCCGAAGCCGGAGCTCGGGGGGCCCCTGCCCATAGTATGGGCAGGGGGCCCCAACCCCAGCCTTGGGGCTGGGGTCGGGGGCCCCTAGCCCCAACTTGGGGCAGGGGCCCCCAAGCCCGTTCTTGGTTTTCTCCCTCCCTCCTTCCCTACGGCTCCGGCTCCGGCTTAAAACTAAGTATAGCTAGACCCCTTCGGTCTATACTTAGTTTTAAGCCGGAGCCGGAGCCGTAGGGAAGGAGGGAGGGAGAAAACCAAGGAAAAGCCCTTCCTTGTTTTTTCGGCCCCCTCGTTGGCCGGCAGAAGGGCGGCCAACGAGCCCCTAGCCCCAAGTTGGGGCTAGGGGTTGGGGGCCCCTGCCCCAACTTGGGGCTAGGGGCCCCCGAGCCCCGTTAAAACTAAGTATAGCTAGACCCCTTCGGTCTATACTTAGTATTAAGCCGGAGCCTGGACCCTTTCTTTTCCTCTTACGCTTCGCTCCCTCCGGCTTATAAATAAGTTTAGACCGAAGGGGTCTAGCTAAACTTATTTATAAGCCGGAGGGAGTGAAGCGTAAGAGGAAACTCGCCTTCTGCCCTTTCCTATGTTTTTCCCATTATAATTAACTATAACAAAGTTATAGTTAAGTATAATGGGAAAAACATAGGAAAGGCTTGGGGGTTGGGGGCCCCCAGCCCCAACTTGGGGCTGGGGGCCCCCGAGCCCCTGCCCCAAGTTGGGGCTGGGGGTTGGGGGGCCCCCTCGTTGGCCGGGGGCGGCCAACGAGCCCCTGCCCCAACTTGGGGCTAGGGGCCCCCGAGCCCCCGACCGCAGAAGGGCGGCCTACGAGCCCGGAGGGGTAGAGGAAAACCAAGAGAGAGCCGTAGGGGACCCCAGCCCAGAGTATGGGCTGGGGTTGGGGGCTCGGGGGCCCCCAGCCCATAGTTGGGGCTGGGGGCCCCCCTGCCCATACTATGGGCAGGGGTTGGGGGCTCGGGGCCCCCCAGCCCATAGTTGGGGCTGGGGGCCCCCCCCTGCCCATACTCTGGGCTGGGGGTCGGGGGTTGGGGGCCCCTGCCCATACTTGGGGCAGGGGTTGGGGGGCCCCTGCCCCAACTATGGGCTGGGGCCCGTCCTTGGTTTTTCGGCCCCCTCGTTGGCCTCCTTCTTTCCTTGTTTTTTCCCTTAAACCTAAGTATAGTCAGACTATACTTAGGTTTAAGGGAAAAAACAAGGACAGGGCGGCCAACGAGCCCCTAGCCCCAAGTAGGGGCTAGGGGCCCCATTAAAACTACGTATAGTCAGACTATACTTAGGTTTAAGCCGGAGGGTAGGAGAAAACATAAGAAAAGGGGAAGAGCCGCGTTTTGCCTTTCGAGAACACAGAGCCCCTCCTTAAACGCCGCTTCTCTTGTTATCTTCGGGTTCTTGCAGTTCCTTCTATTAGCCTTTCTAGGCTTTTCCAAACCCCCTTCATTTAAGAGCAGCCTGTAAGCCCTTTAAGAGCAAAATAAACAAGTAAAGAAAGCAGTTCTAGTTTTTTCCCTAGAAGAATCCCTAGTTTAAACCTACCATTCTTCTTTTTTTTATTGTTTCTTTTTATTACCAGATTCCTACGGTCTTAGGTATTTTCATTTAACTATTTATAGTAACCCCCTCTATTCTCCTACATAAAATACTAAAAGACAGCTTTGCTCTTAACTTCTAAGAAGGTATACTAAGGTTACGGGAACCTTTTTCCCTTTTCCGGTTCTTGCAGGAAGACCCTGGTTGGAACACCCATTTCCTTTTTTACCACCCTATAGTCGTTCTTATTTATTAAGTGTCTTTAGTCCTTCAGACCGGAGGGTACTGGCCTTTTCTTTCTTTTTAGTCCTTCAAACACCCATTTAACCCTCCCTTCCTTTCCTTCTTGCTATACAACTTTCAGACCTGCTACTTTCAGTAAACTTTTTCTTATAAGGAAAAGCTCTTTCTCACTATCTATTTATCTATCTATCAATAAAGGCAGGTCCCCTCGCGCTTCCTTTTCTTTCTCTTATAAGTAAGCCAGTACGCTTCGCTAATTAAATAAAAGGTTCTTCTCTTAATAAGAACCCTGCCCTTCGTCCCCTCAAGAACTGCCCTTCGTCCCCTCAAGAACTGCCCTGAAGGGACGAAGGGCAGGATTCTTTTTAAGAGAAGAACCCGGCTTCTTTTACAGAGCAGAAGGGGCGCGGCGAAGCAGCTTAACCGGTGCCCTACGGTGCTCTGTAAAGAGGGGAAGGGGAATTTATTAAGAGTAGGCTTCTTCCATAAAGAACCGAAGGGTAAGAGAGAGGATTTATTAAGAGTAGGCTTCTGCCTTAAAGAAGAGGGGGACTCTTAAAGAAAGAAAGAAAGAAAGAAAGAACCCGTAGCCGGAGGGTAGGGAGACCAGAGGGTAGAGGGAAAGGGTAGAGGGAAAGGGTAGAGGGAAAGGGTAGAGGGAAAGAAAACTGCTCTTACGACATAGAAGGAAGGAAGGAAGGAAGGAAGGAAGGAAGAGAGGAAGAGAGGAAGGAAGGAAGGAAGGAAGGAAGAGAGGAAGGAAGGAAGAGAGGAAGGAAGGAAATATGGAAGGAAGGAAGGTAGGTCTGTCGGAAGGAAGGAAGGTAGGAAGTAAGGTAGGTCTGTCGGAAGGAAGGAAGGTAGAAAGAAAGGTAGGTCTGTCGGAAAGAAGGTAGGAAGGAAGGTAGGAAGAAAGGTCTGTCGGAAGGAAGAGAGAAAGGGTAGCGCCTTCTATTTCTTACTTAAGAGCTTTCCATTTCTCTCTCTCTCCCCTCAGCCCCTCCGGCTACGGCCTCCCTTCCCTCTTTCCCTCCGGTCGGGGGGGCTCTTCCTTTCTCCCTCCCTCCTACCCTACGGCTCCGGTCGGGGGCCCGTCCTTGGTTTTTCCCCTTAAACCTAAGTATAGTCAGACTATACTTAGGTTTAAGGGGAAAAACCAAGGACGGGCCCCCGACCGGAGCCGTAGGGTAGGAGGGAGGGAGAAAGGACGGGCCCCTGCCCCAAGTTGGGGCTAGGGGCCCCCGACCCCCAGCCCCAACTTGGGGCAGGGGCCCCCAACCCCTGCCTTCTGCCAAGTATGGGCTGGGGGCCTCCGACCCCCAGCCTTCTGCCAAGTATGGGATGGGGTTGGGGGCCCCTAGCCCCAACTTGGGGCTAGGGGCCCCCGAGCCCCCAACCCCTGCCTTCTGCCAAGTATGGGCAGGGGCCCCCCAGCCTTGGGGCTGGGGCCCCCGAGCTGGGGCTTGGGGGCTCGGGGGCCCCTAGCCCCAAGTTGGGGCTAGGGGCCCCCAACCCCAGCCCAAGTATTGGCTGGGGCCCCCTACCCCCCCGACCGGAGGGAAGGAAGGGACCGTAGGGTAGGAAGGGGCCGTAGCCGGAGGGGCGGTAGCTTGCAACCGGTTGCAAGCTACCGGTTGCAAGCACCGCGGTTTCTGCTCCCTTTTCGCCGGTCTTCTTTTCCGATTCCTTACAAGGCAGGAAGAAGGGCTTGGCTCTTACTTATAAGTAAGAATCTTAAAGACGAAATACGCTCTTATTAGGTTAGGAGCTATGAACAACCGCCTTAAAAGAACCCCTCTCTTTCCATCTAGCAACGAGTCTTCTTAGTTAGAAGCCTTAGAAGATCCTACTCTCTTACTTACTTATAAGTAAGAATCCTCCTTATAAGTAAAAGACGCCCTGGCAGCCTTAATGGAGGCCTGTGTGCTACTTTATGGTTCTTGGGCGTCTTACTTACTTATAAGAAGCAGAAAGAGGATAAAAGGTTTATCCTTACTTATAAGTAATTAAGTGGCTTAATTCTTAAGCAAGAGTTTTGCATAGCAGAAGTTCCCGTAGGGTACTTACTTATAAGAGGTAGAACACCTCTTATTAAGTTCCTAACCTATTAAATAATAGGTCTTCTTCTATCTATAAGTGGAAGAACCCACTTAATAAGGGTGGTCTTGGTCCCGCGAGGATTCTCAGGCTATAGCTTACCGTAGGGTACTTATAAGGATCTCTATAAATTTAATTTAATTAATTTAATTCTTATAAGTAAGTAAGTAAGTAAGTAAGCCAGTCCGCTACGCTAAGTAAGTAAGTAAGTAAGTAAGTAAGCCAGTACGCTTCGCTAAGTAAGTAAGTAAGTAAGTAAGCCAGTACGCTTCGCTAACCGAAGGGTAGTGGGCCAGTACGCTTCGCTAAGTAAGTAAGTAAGTAACCGAAGGGTAGTGGGCCAGTACGCTTCGCTAAGTAAGTAAGTAACCGAAGGGTAGTGGGCCAGTACGCTTCGCTAAGTAAGTAAGTAACCGAAGGGTAGTGGGCCAGTACGCTTCGCTAACCGAAGGGTAGTGGGCCAGTCCGCTTCGCTAAGTAACCGAAGGGTAGTGGGCCAGTACGCTTCGCTAACCGAAGGGTAGTGGGCCAGTCCGCTTCGCTAAGCCAGTACGCTTCGCTAACCGAAGGGTAGTGGGCTCTTCCTTGTTTTTTCTCGGGGGCTCGGGGGCCCGTCCTTGGTTTTTCTCGGGGGCCCCTAGCCCCAAGTTGGGGCTAGGGGCCCCCGAGAAAAACCAAGGACGGGCCCCCCTTAAAACTAAGTATAGACCGAAGGGGTCTAGCTATACTTAGTTTTAAGCCGGAGCCGGAGCCGTAGCCGTAGGGTAGGAGGGAGGGAGGGAGAAAAACAAGGACGGGCTTGGGGGCCCCCGACCCCTGCCCCAAGTTGGGGCTTTCCTTGGTTTTTCGGCCCCTAGCCCCAAGTTGGGGCTAGGGGCCCCCTTAAACCTAAGTATAGTCAGACTATACTTAGGTTTAAGGGGAAAAACCAAGAACGGGCTTGGGGGCCCCTGCCCCAAGTCTGGGCGGGGCCGCCTTCGGTCTAGGGGCCCCCGACCCCCGACCCCCGACCATTAAAATTGGCCCACTACCCTTCGGTTACTTATATGTGACAGAAGAGCCGCCTTTCAGAATCTTCCATTTCTGAAGGAAAACGCTGGTTGGGCAGCGAAAGCCGTAACACCCAATAGCAGAAACCGCGGTGTTTCGCTGCCCCCTAAAATTTTCTATGGAGCGCAAGAATCTTCTATTTCTGAAGGAAAACGCTGTGCAGTTCTTGCTCTTACTTGTTAGTACCGCCCGGGCAGAGAGGGGATTAAGAACCCCTTGGTTATAGAAGAAAGACCGGCTGCGTTCCATAGAAGGAACTTATAAGTAAGAAGGGAATTTCATAGCAGGAGTTCAAAGCAGGAGGGGAGCCGCCACATAGAAGGAGGGGAGCCGCCACATAGCAGGAGGGGAGCCGCCACATAGCTTTACTTATAAGCCGAAACTGGCCCATTACCCTTCGGTTATTTACTTATAAGCCGAAGGGTACTGGCTTACTGGCTTACTTATATGGGAGGTTTCAGAATCTTCCATAGCAGTTTTAAGAAGACCCTCTTTCCTTAAAAACTAAACTTAAGTTAAGTTTAGTTTTACTTACTTAGCGAAGCGTACTGGCTTACTTACTTATAAGTGGGCTCGTTCCCCTTAAAGACCTAACAAGTAAGAGGGGTAAGAAGACTCTTCTAAGTAAGTACCCTACGGTAAGCTGTGGGAATTTGCAAGAACTCTTATCTTATCTTATCTTATCTTATCTTATCTTATCTTATCTTATCTTATTAAGTGTTTCGAGTTTGCTGTGGTGAAGAGCTTTCGCAGGGAATGCTAGTTAAAGAAAACATTTTAAAGGTTTAAACAGTCTATAGGGCGTAGCAGACGGGCTCTCTCCCTCTTATTAGGGTCTATAACGAGCCCACTTATAAGTAAGGAGTCTATGGGCTCGTTCTAGCCTTCTTATAAAGACTCGACCCTTTCAGTGCCGGAGCCGTAGCCGTAGCCGAACCGGAGGTAGCGGGGGTGCGAAGCCCCACCCGCCGGTTGCTCCGCCCCTTCGATGGCTAGGGGGTGGCCCCCTCGTTGGCCTCCTTCTTTCCTTGTTTTTTGGCCCCTAGCCCCAAGTTGGGGCTAGGGGCCCCCCTTAAACCTAAGTATAGTCTGACTATACTTAGTTTTAATGGGGGCCCCTAGCCCCAACTTGGGGCTAGGGGCCAAAAAACAAGGACAGGGCGGCCAACGAGCCCCTGCCCCAACTTGGGGCTGGGGGCCCCTGCCCATACTTGGGGCTGGGGGCCCCTGCCCCAACTATGGGCAGGGGCCCGTCCTTTCCTCCTTCCCTCCGGCTCTTACGCTTCGCTCCCTACGGTCGGGGGCCCCTAGCCCCAACTCTGGGCGGGGCCGCCTTCGGTCTAGGGGCCCTTCCTTGGTTTTTCCCCTTAAACCTAAGTATAGTCAGACTATACTTAGGTTTAAGGGGAAAAACCAAGGAAGAGCTCCGGCTTAAAACCTACTAAGTATAGCTAGACCCCTTCGGTCTATACTTAGTAGGTTTTAAGCCGGAGCTCTTCCTTGGTTTTTCCCCTTAAACCTAAGTATAGTCTGACTATACTTAGGTTTAAGGGGAAAAACCAAGGAAGGGCCCCTAGACCGAAGGCGGCCCCGCCCAGAGTTGGGGCTAGGGGCCCCCGACCGGAGCCGTAGGGAGCGAAGCGTAAGAGCCGGAGGGTAGGAGGGGAGAAAGGAAGAGCCCCCCAGCCCATAGGCTGGCCCCCCCGAGCCATCGAAGGGGTTCTCTTTCGATTCCTGCAGAAGAACCCCTCTTATAAGTACTGCTGCAAGTTTAAAGCTGGAAGAAGGGCAGCGATTCTTAATAAGAACTGTTGCAGAAGAATCCCTCTTATAAGTACTGCTCCAAGTTCAAAGCTGAACCTTCCCTCAACAATTAAATCCAAGAAAGAAGATGGCTGTGTATATATTGGATTTAATTGTTGTTCCTATTAGGAAACCTCCAAGTTTAAACCTGGAAGAATGGCAGCGATTCTTAATAAGAACTGCTGCAGAAGAACCCCTCATAATTGCTGCTATTTAACAGCTGAACCTTTTAACCTTATTTATAAGTTTAAACCATATAGTTAAAAGCTCAACCTTTAAACCTGCAAGTTAAAAGCTGGCAGAATGGCAGCAATTCTTAATAAGAACTGCTGCAGTATAACCCCCCTCCCTTCATTAAAGCCCTTCCTTTTAACCATATAGTTTAAACCTGCAACTTTTAAGCTCGGGGGTTGGGGGTCGGGGGTCGGGGGCTCGGGGGCCCCTAGACCGAAGGCGGCCCCGCCCAGAGTTGGGGCAGGGGCCCCCCTAGACCGAAGGCGGCCCCGCCCAGACTTGGGGCAGGGGTCGGGGGCCCGTCCTTTTCCCCTTAAACCTAAGTATAGTCAGACTATACTTAGGTTTAAGGGGAAAAGGAAAGCCCCAAGTCTGGGCGGGGCCGCCTTCGGTCTAGGGGGGCCCCTGCCCCAACTCTGGGCGGGGCCGCCTTCGGTCTAGGGGCCCCCGAGCCCCCGACCCCCGACCCCTGCCCCAAGTCTGGGCGGGGCCGCCTTCGGTCTAGGGGGGCCCCTGCCCCAACTCTGGGCGGGGCCGCCTTCGGTCTAGGGGCCCCCGAGCCCCCGACCGCCCTTCTGCGGCTCGGGGGCCCCAGCCCCAAGTTGGGGCTGGGGCTCGGGGGCCCCTAGACCGAAGGCGGCCCCGCCCAGAGTTGGGGCTGGGGGCCCCCAACCCCCGACCTACGAGGGGAGAGTGCCAAGCCACTTTCTTGTTAGTACGGGTGGCGGGATCTGCCTAGTGGCTGCTTCAACTTTAGGAGTCAACCTCTCGAAGGAGTGGTGCTGCGCCCGGTGGACACAATGACAGATTTACTATTGAGAAAGGTCGACCGGGTGTCTTTGGCGAGGCCTGGTCTTCCTGCCCTCCACTAAACCTAGGGCGCGTGAAAGTGAGTACCAAAAACTTTAGAGAGGCTGTTCTCTATAAGTTCTTTTGTTTTCTTTTGCTATACTCCCTTCTCCGTGGCATAATCCTCTAAGTAGGGTGGTCCTAGTGTAGTGGTCTCGCAGAGCCGCCTTGAAGCAGTCTACAGTTACATATCTATATCTCTGGTTCCCTGCAGGGCAATAAGTTACATTTTCCGCTATGAAAGCGTCAATCCCTGTTCTGGGTACAGCTCTCCTATATAAGGTTGCTCTGGTAATGAATTCTAAATCCTCCTCTTCTGGCGCATGTAGAGAGCCCAGTTGAGTAAGAAGCGAAAGTTCTTATTTGATTTTTCATGTCTGGTGCCTGTAGATGAGCAGGCACAATGGAATTGCTGTCGAGGTGCAAATCTAGTGTTTTCTCTAGCATGGCGTTGTCCTCCGCTATTTCACGAAATCTTGTCGTCACAACAATCGTTGCTTTAGGTACTAATTCAATTGTCGTGTTTTTATGCTTAACAGGTACCCCTCCTACGATCTCCCTACCTACAGCAGATTTTAATGCTGCAAACTGTGCGGGCGTGAACCCTAGGATGTCGTTTGACTAAAACGGCGTCAACTAAAGACGTCGCATTGAAGGTGTTCGAGCGCGAAGTTTCTAACATAGCGCGAATTTACGAACATGCGCCTCCGCCAGATTCGACTTGCCTGTCCCAGGAGGGCCATTCACGAGGTAATAACATTGATGCATGTTACCGTCCATTAAGGCCGTTAGGACACTCCGCACTGCAGTTCTTACCAAGAAAATTGTGGCGCCCTGCAGTCAAGTTTTTTAGGAATAGTCGCGTCTGATAAAAAAATCTCATGGTATAAAAATTTACCATTACTATCCCTCACCTCTACGAATTCGGGTTCCTTGTAGTCGATAGGGAAGGGTTTATCTTCTACGAAGACCATCGTACTCTTTAAAAAGGACAAAGGGCATGTGTAGCCCATACACTGCTATACCATTCTTGAAAGGTATAGTCTTTACAGTGGCCTCCTGGGAAAAATGGGCGACATTGCCTACTTCAACGGTTAATAATTGATTTCGTTTAACATAGGAGTTCTACGTCAAACCCATCGAATAAGGAAGTTAATAAGTCTAGAATGGTTCGGTTTTCAGCGCCTTCGGGGATAGGCGCATAGGGAGGCAGGAACTGCCTTCCCTTAGATCCCCGAGTACTGATAGATTACCTTGAAAAGGATCGAGCATAACTATGAAAGGACGTGGGTTGAAATGTGCATCAAAAACTTTACTAGGATTACAGAGAGTGGATTACTCCACATTACTGTTGGAAAAAGCGCCTCTCCTTTTCTATTTATACTTTTACTTAGAAGGTATAACTTCCTTTTTGCTGGGGAGACATCGTACTTTTCCCATATAATGGCTTGTATTAAGTAAAACCTTTCCAAGCGCACACCTGACATGGGTAAGTCGGGGGTGAAGAGAGGGGTCTCCTACAATGGCGGTGGCTCTTTGAGAGCTCTTCATTTTCCTTTTATTTCCGTCGATGAGCACTTGTACGTATGCTTCGTACTTGGCCCTTGAGTAATAAGAGGCTTTAACAATACTATTTGGGGCTCGATGGCCGCCCTGTCCTTGGTTTTTCCCATTAAAACTAAGTATAGTCAGACTATACTTAGGTTTAAGGGGAAAAACCAAGGAAAGGAGGAGGCCATCGAGGGGGCGGAGCCAAGTTCGTAGTAGACTGCCACGGTTTTACCAAGGTGCCAGGGGCTATTTATTTTACAAGTCAGAGCCGCATTAGAGATGGAGCTAAAAATAGATTCATTATGTACACATATAAGTAAGTAAGTAAGTAAGTAAGTAAGATTGTTCCGCACAATACTCTTCCCATTCAGCCCTTGTTAATTTTTCATAGTTAGGCTGGGCCCTACCGAACAATCTCTCCGGTCTTACCCCTCTTTAAGGCCCTCGAACCCTTGATTAAGTCTGAGAATTTTACTGGACCCTTTAAGGCACGCGTTGTGGTCTGAGAAGATGATTCCCCTCCATAGATTACGAGCCCAGACTCGTTTGTTGCTGGAGGAAACTCTAAGCCTGGAAGGCTTGTACTTTCCACATCTATTGCTTCTGTTTGTTCACCTTCTTCAGGGACATCGTAATCGTCATCGTAATCTTCACCTTCATCGCTTTCCGTAAGGTCGCCGTCGTCCCTCCCTTCTTCAAGTGAAGACGCTGGGTCATTGTCCCAGATTCTCAGACGCTCTGACGTAGGAAGTAAGGGCGTAAATCCTAGCCTTCTTAGGGATTAGTTGCTTATTCTCCGAATTTCTGTAATGCTTGAAGCATTAATCGCATATCCTGCCCTGGTGGGGCTCTTTTACTGAACTCTTCTAGAACCTCTTAGGTTAGGTAACGAAGGGCTTCTTCTTCTTGGATTTGCTGTCAGAAGTCTCCCCTTCCAACTCTTCTGGGCCAGAAGTCTCCCTGCTCTGCTCTAGAGCGCTGGCTTTTTGGATCCCCGAGTTTGTTGCTACCGCAGTAGGAGGATGAGGCGCACCCCCTTGGATTACTAACTCTGGAGGCACCTTTTTGTGCCTCTCCCTTCGACACTTTGGCTTGCAGTAGGGAGAGTGGGCTAACAGCAGCCTGCTTTGCAACCTCTGGGCTGTCAGCAGACTGATCTTCTACCTCTGGGAGGCCAGAGGGCGTAGGGCTAGGCCCTTGTACTAAAGGACTATACTTCTATTAAAGGTGCTTTGAGAATTTGATTATTCGCCGTAGACGCTGCAGGGGAACCTTCTTCACCTGGCGCCAACCTATTCTCACTGTCTCCCGGGAGGGCAGCCGAAGCCTCGGGAGTCCTAGACTGCGACTTGGCTGCAGCCTTAGCACCTGCACCCCTCCTATTCCTCCTTGGGGAAAGCCTCTGCAGAAGCTAAAGGAACACTATCAGGAGTCTGGGCTTGCAGGGGGATCAGAAGCCTGGGCTTGCAGGGGGATCAGAAGCCTGGGCGTGCAGGGGACTGAACCCCCTGGGCTGGCAGGGGCTGGAGGAGTTCCCCTTTCCAGCTTGACCACGATGAAACGTGGTAAAGTTAGGGTGACGGGAAGAAGGTAGGCGGTAAATTGTGGGTTTTAAACACGTAACCTCTTAAGCCTTTCTCGAAAGAAGGGCTGTATTTCTCTTTGTTATGGACCCTCTTTAGAAGCTTGGCATGCTGCCTCTAGGGCGTCGGCGTTTTCTCCCGGGAATATCTACGGGCTGGCTGTAGATCTTTACTGGCCTCGCTTTTGGGGATAGGGGCTCTCTCTTAGGTAAGTTTTTCCTCGGGGGGGCCCCTAGCCCCAACTCTGGGCGGGGCCGCCTTCGGTCTAGGGGCCCCCGAGCCCCTAGACCGAAGGCGGCCCCGCCCAGAGTTGGGGCTAGGGGCCCCCCTCGTTGGGTTCGCAGGCTCGGGGGCCCCTGCCCCAAGTTGGGGCAGGGGCCCCCGAGCCTGCGAACCCAACGAGGGGGCGGCTCGGGGGCGGAGCAACCGGCGGGTGCTACCCTCCGGTCCGGTACGGCTACGGTCGGGGCGGTCGGGGGCCCCCAGCCCCAACTTGGGGCTGGGGGCCCCCGAGCTCCGGTTCGGTAAGGTCCGGCTATGTTTTCTCCACCCCCTGCCCCTTCTGCGGCCATCGAGGCAGAAGGGCGGAGAAAGGAAGAACCCGAAGGAGGGGTAAGGAACTCGGCAAGGATAGGGTTTTCTTTTTAAGAAATTTCTATTAGAACGGTAGGAAAAGTCATCATAAATAATAGTGCAGGGTTTGCAAGGATAGGGGTTTCTTTTTAAGAAATTTCGATTAGAACGGTAGGAAAAGTCATCATAAATAATAGTGCAGGGTTTGCAAGGATAGGGGTTTCTTTTTAAGAAATTTCGATTAGAACGGTAGGAAAAGTCATCATAAATAATAGTGCAGGGTTTGCAAGGATAGGGGTTTCTTTTTAAGAAATTTCGATTAGAACGGTAGGAAAAGTCATCATAAATCATATTGCAGGTTTTCCCCTCTCTCTTTCCCTCCGGCTCTTCCTACCCTACGGCTCTCTCTTTCCCTCCTTCCCTCCGGCTCTACCACTTCGTTCCCTACGGCTCCGGTCGGGGGTCGGGGGCTCGGGGGCTCGGGGGCCCCTAGCCCCAAGTTGGGGCAGGGGCCCCCAACCCCTAGACCGAAGGCGGCCCCGCCCAGAGTTGGGGCTTTCCTTGGTTTTTCCCCTTAAACCTAAGTATAGTCAGACTATACTTAGGTTTAAGGGGAAAAACCAAGGACGGGCCCCCAACCCCTAGACCGAAGGCGGCCCCGCCCAGACTTGGGGCAGGGGCGCCCGTCCTTGGTTTTTCGGCCCCCTCGTTGGCCGCAGCAGGGGCGGCCAACGAGCCCCTAGCCCCAAGTCTGGGCGGGGCCGCCTTCGGTCTAGGGGTTGGGGGCCCCTGCCCCAACTTGGGGCTAGGGGCCCCCGAGCCCCATTAAAACTAAGTATAGCTAGACCCCTTCGGTCTATACTTAGGTTTAAGCCGGACCGGAGGGACCGAAGGGTAGCAGAGCGTAAGAGGCCGGAGGGGTAGAGGAAAACATAGGAAGAGGGGAACAACAAGCGTTACAACAACAGGCGTTGGAACAACAGGCGTTGGCGCAGCAGGCGTTGGAACAACAGGCGTTGGCACAACAAAGGTTGGCACAAACGTTGGAACAACAAAGGTTGGAACAGGCGTTGGGTTCGATGGCTCGGGGGCCCCTGCCCCAAGTTGGGGCAGGGGTTGGGGGCCCCTGCCCCAACTCTGGGCGGGGCCGCCTTCGGTCTAGGGGCCCCCGAGCCCCCGACCACCCCCTCGATGGCCGCAGAAGGGGCGGCCATCGAGCCCCGGCTGCTTCATCGAGGGGAACAACAAAGGTTGGAACAAACGTTCGATGGCCACCCCCTCGATGGCCGCCCGCCGGAGGAGGCCATCGAGGGGAACAGTTTTTCTCTGGAACAGTTTTCCTTTGGGCTCGATGGCCGCCCCGGCCATCGAGGGGAACAGTTTTTCTCTGGAACAGTTTTCTTGGAACAGTTTTTCTCTGGGCTCGATGGCCGCTCGGGGGCTCGGGGGCCCCTAGCCCCAAGTTGGGGCTAGGGGCCCCCAACCCCTAGACCGAAGGCGGCCCCGCCCAGAGTTGGGGCTTTCCTTGGTTTTTCCCCTTAAACCTAAGTATAGTCAGACTATACTTAGGTTTAAGGGGAAAAACCAAGGACGGGCCCCCAACCCCGGCCATCGAGGGGAACACTTTTCTTGTTCTCTGGAACACTTTTCCTTTGGAACACTTTTTCTCTGGGCTCGATGGCCGCTCGGGGGCTCGGGGGCCCCTAGCCCCAAGTTGGGGCTAGGGGTTGGGGGCCCCTAGCCCCAACTTGGGGCTAGGGGCCCCCGAGCCCCCAACCCCGGCCATCGAGGGGAACAGTTTTCTTGGAACACTTTTATTTGTTTGGAACACTTTTCCTTTGGGCTCGATGGCCGCTCGGGGGCCCCTAGCCCCAAGTTGGGGCTAGGGGCCCCCAACCCCGGCCATCGAGGGGAACAGTTTTTCTCTGGGTTCGTAAACCACCCCCTCGATGGCCTCCTCCGGCGGGCGGCCATCGAGCCCCGGCCCTTCCTTCCTTCTACCCTCCGGCTCTCCCTCCTACCCTTCGGCTCCGGTCCGGTCCGGCTCTCCCTCCTACCCTTCGGCTTCGGTCCGGTCCGGCTATGTTTTTCGGCCCTTCTGCCTCGTTGGTCGGGGGCTCGGGGGCCCCTGCCCCAACTTGGGGCAGGGGCCCCCAACCCCAGCCTTGGGGCTGGGGTTGGGGGCCCCTGCCCCAACTTGGGGCAGGGGCCCCCGAGCCCCCGAGCCGCAGCAGGGGTTGGGGGCCCCCAGCCCCAACTCTGGGCGGGGCCGCCTTCGGTCTAGGGGCCCCCGAGCGGCCAACGAGCCCCTAGACCGAAGGCGGCCCCGCCCAGAGTTGGGGCTAGGGGGGCCCCTGCCCCAACTCTGGGCGGGGCCGCCTTCGGTCTAGGGGCCCCCTTAAACCTAAGTATAGCTAGACCCCTTCGGTCTATACTTAGGTTTAAGGGGGAAGCCTTGGGGCTAGGGGCTCGTTGGCCGCCCTGTCCTTGTTTTTTCTCGGGGGCCCCTAGCCCCAAGTTGGGGCTAGGGGCCCCCGACCATTAAAACTAAGTATAGCTAGACCCCTTCGGTCTATACTTAGTTTTAATGGGGCCCCTAGCCCCAACTCTGGGCGGGGCCGCCTTCGGTCTAGGGGTTGGGGGCCCCCTCGTTGGCCGGGGGCGGCCAACGAGCCCCTGCCCCAACTCTGGGCGGGGCCGCCTTCGGTCTAGGGGCCCCCGAGCCCCCGAGAAAAAACAAGGAAAGAAGGAGGCCAACGAGGGGGCCGAAAAAACAAGGAAAGAAGGAGGCCAACGAGGCAGAAGGGCGGCCAACGAGCCCCTTAAACCTAAGTATAGACCGAAGGGGTCTAGCTATACTTAGTTTTAAACCGGAGGGGTGGAGAAAACATAGGAGAGGCGCCCCTGCCCCAAGTATGGGCTGGGGGCCCCCGACCGCAGAAGGGGGGCCGTCCCCTCTTCCTATGTTTTCTCCCTCCTACCCTCCGGTCGGGGGCCCCTAGCCCCAACTCTGGGCGGGGCCGCCTTCGGTCTAGGGGCCCCGAGCTCCGGCTTAAACCTAAGTATAGACCGAAGGGGTCTAGCTATACTTAGGTTTAAGCCGGAGCTCGGGGGCCCCTAGACCGAAGGCGGCCCCGCCCAGAGTTGGGGCTAGGGGCCCCCGACCGGAGGGTAGGAGGGAGAAAACATAGGAAGAGGGGAAAGCCCATACTTGGCAGAAGGCTGGGGCCCCCGAGCGGCCCTTCCTTCTACCCTCCGGCTACCCTCCGGTCCGGCTTGGAAAGATCCTTTTTAATGAACTATAATTTTGTTATAGTACATTAGGCGAAAGCCGAGGGCGACCATGCAAGTAAAGCGGACGTTTAAAACGCAAGGGGAAAGACATAAATTTATAGGATGAAGCTACTTGGCCTAACTGACATTCGAACCCTATCTAAGGATGAAACCCGAATGGGACTAAGGCCTCTTTGCTTCTGCTAGGCCATTCAGCAGAAGCCGCTACCATAAGCCTGCCCCTCAGGAGAAATCCTGAGTAAGGTCAAAAATTCGAATTTATCAGCTCCTATTGTCTTAATATCAGTTATGCATACAATCCAAACTGTCTTTAAAGGACCAAGCAAAGAGTCATGTGGCCAATCAAGATTGTTTAACACAATCGGGTCAGTAAGTAGACAGGAGTCAAAGTTTTCACCGCCATGCAAGGTGGGAGTAATATAACCCATTGCGGTCAGAAAACGAGGTTGGAAGTCCCTTAAGAGATAAGTGCTTACTCACATAGGTAAGAAATTGTATACCATTTATTGTGGGTAAGTAACTGTTGAATCTGTTATTGTAATTGATTAGTAGTCAGCTAAATGAGAATGCTATTTATATAAAACTTTACCTATGAAAAAAAAACTACAAAAAATAATTAACCTAATTAAACGATTTAAAAGAAAGAGGCCTCGAGCAACAGTTTTTTATGATAAAAAAGTTGCAAAAAGCTATTTTAAAGATAAGTTCTATACATATGAACAAGATCGTATAAAAAATATGTACGAAAATTACATTTATAATTTATCAAAATCATCCCCTAAAAGCCCGGTAGTAATGGAAATTGTCGACAAATATATCGATCTGGCTTACAGAAATCAGACGACAATTTTTAAAGTTTTACATTTAATGAGTAAAAAGGTCATTCATTGTTTAACTAACAATGAGCCTTTACCTACTCACCGTGATTTAATGGGAATTGTATATAATCCTTTTATGTTATTAGCAGCTTATAGGAACATTAGGGGAAAAGAAGGAGCTTTTAAAGATCTCGATATTGCTCAGCAGGAATATGTAAAGAAAAGTTTTACTTTACCTGATGGCATAAATTGGGACACAATATTTGCAATAAGTAATCTCCTTAAGAGTAATCGTTACCCTTGGTCGGCCAGCAGGCAAATCTGGATACCCAAGGGTTAAAGGGGTTATGAGACCCATTAACATCCCATCGTTTGGGGACAAGATGAAGAGGCCATAAGAATGGTGCTCGAAGCTATTTATGAACCGGTTTTTCAAAGAATGAACTGTAGTTTTGGCTTAAGAGCATCAAACGGATGCAGAGAGGCTATAGTTTCCATAGCCGATAACAGCACTGGGTTTACTACAGCCATTGAAGGAGAGAATCAGCCTACCCTAACATGGATTGTGATAAATTGCTTTCTATTCTTGGAGAACGCATTAAGGATACAAGATTTCTTAACCTTATGCGTGAACGACTATTTAGGCATGTTTTTGATACTAAAAGTCAAGCTTACATTAAAATCTACAAGGGTCTTCCCCAGGGAGAGATTCCCCATACTTATGGAATATTTACCTTATGGGAATGGATGAATTCATTTTAAAAAGAATGAATCAGATAGCTTTAGAGTTAAACGGAACTAGAAAGCAATACGACCCAAGTGCCCAATATGCTAAATTAAAAAGCAAATTGGACGCACGCAGAAAAAAATATAAAAATGCTTCAGAAGATTTTAACAGGATATATTCCTATCTAAAACCGGTTCAAAATTTGGATGCCTTCTTGAAGCAATTAAATAAAGAAATAGAAATCAGGGGCTTATCTAAAGTTTCTCCCTTATCCGTTAAAAGATATAACACCCTTATTCCTTTTTTAAATACATCGGTCACGTCCTCGGAAAACTCTTATAAAGTTAAAGCCCGCATTGCTAGGGAAGGACGAGTTACCTTTTCAAAAGCAAAAGATCTTCGATATAATGAATGACATTAGACTTATCAAAAGGAGAATGATAAGGACTACCTATAGAGAAGATAATACTAGAATGATTATATTTCATTACGTTAGATACGCAGACGATTTCATTATTCTAGGGAATTTTGATGAACAAGTGGCAAAACAGATTAAAATGGAGTTGGCTGATAGGCTCTTGAAGAATAGAGCCGCCAAACTTTCGGAGAACCCTTATTACAATGCTTTTCCGCAACAGAGCTAAATTTCTCGGGTTCGAGATATTTGCATCTAAATCACGCAAGTTCACTTGGTACTCGCAATGGACGCCACCTACAAAGAACAGCTGGTTGGAAGCTAATTATTGGTCCTGATAAGGACAGACTTATCAACCGATTGTTCATGAAAGGTTTTTGCGATAGAAAGGGAAATCCTCAGTCTTTAGGATGGTTAACAACCTATGAACCCCACATTATTGTGGAAAGGTTCAATTCTGTTATAACAGGTTTATGTGAATATTATACGGATTTCATATCTTACCCTTCTGCCCTTAATCGTTGGGTTTACATCCTCAGATGGTCAGCGATTAAGACACTTGCTCACAAATTTCACAAAAAAATACGCAAAATTCTAAGACAGTTTACATCACCAGAAGGGAAATTCTGTGTTCCATACTTTATACAGGCTAAGCAAAAGGACGGTCGCCCAATGACGCTTAGGAAAGTGTGGACATTATTATCTCAAAAGGATGCCATTGGAAAATCTAGAAAGGGTGCCCATATACCTATTAGCCAGAAGTTGAAGGCTATTTCCAAGGGAGAATTCGTCTTTACTGTGAGTAAAGGCATATCCAGCCCGCATCATGGATCAAGGATATTTAGATAGTATAAATTGGGTTAATATCAGAACCCGGGCTTCATTTGACATGCCATGCCTGCAGTGCAGTTCTTTTTCAAGGGTAGAAATGCACCATGTCTCCGCGGTTAAGAAAAGTAAAATATCAGAAATACCTAAGGCAGATACAATTGCTAAATTAATGGCAATCAGGAACAGGAAACAAATCCCGTTATGTCAATCCTGACATATAAAATTACATCAAAATAGAATCAAACTCCGTTTCAAGGAAGCACATTTTCCTGTTATCAGGACCTATGAGAACTGGATTATAACTCTAGACAGTTATATACATCCCGGAGAAAAATACGTCCCCCTCCCCTTTCCAGAAAATTTCATCTCGAGAGGATGGATTCCGACTAAAAACAATCCTACAATGTTCAATTAAAATTTAATACAACTTAATTCAATTTATGAATCCAAAACCACCAATTTTATGCAGGAGTAGATAAGGAAAGAAGTCAATTTGCTATATTTAAGGATTTAACACCAGCAGAAATGCAAACTGGCTTAACAGAGGCAATTCAAGTTTTGCCTCAAGGTTCTTTACCTGAAAAAATTGATACTGGAATAACTACCCAACAATTTAATAAAATTATTGCCCGTATCGTTTTTTCTCTATCTTTAACTACAGTAAGACAAGCGATTGTACTAGTTTCACTGTTATTTTTAAAAGGTGCTGCCAACGCAGGTGCTCCAAATTTCAGCATCTTTGTACGTGGCACCTAACGAATTCCCTTAGCAAGGAAGACCTAATGCAAGCATATAAAATGGAATGTAGAAACAATCATATTAGGAGATTAGCTGAATATATGGCTAGTACTATCTCTCTTTTTGCCCAAAATAATAACCTCAACGGTGATATTGTTGGAAGGATTACTGCACTCATTGGTCCTGACTCCGTTATCTCCAAGTGAAAAGGCTTGGTGTAATTCCTTCAACCAAAAAAACCCTATGTGCATGGAAGTGCACCCTAGGGTCGCTACATTGTTATCGGTAGAATATCATAAGAAATTCACTAAATCTGAAAGCTCAAGTTCCTAAAACTAAAGGCCCTCCTAGGAAGAAAGGACAAGGTAATAAAAACAAACAAAAGGGGAAATAACATATGATACACATAAAGTTTTTAAGAACCTCAGACCAGGATGATTCTCCCGATCACTAAATATACCTTTGGTTCAGCAGGATACGACTTACATTCACCCAGGCCTTACCTTATTCAGCCAGGAGAAACACTAGTCATCCCCACTGCAATTGAAATATGCAATATGCCTACTAATTTAGAGGCTCAAATCAGAAGTAAATCAGGACTAGCCACATTAGGGATAATAGTCTTAAATGCACCAGGCACAATAGATTCAGACTATAAAGGGGAGATTTTCGTTATTCTTCATAATGTTTCAAAACTAGAAAGAATAATAAAGCCTGCTCAATCGATAGCGCAAATAGTTTTTTCATCAATCTATTCAGAAACAATATCAGGTGAAGTTTTATATAAAGAAGCTTACAGAAAAGGAGGTTTAGGCTCCACAACAGAGTAATAATTCTCGCAGTAACAGACCCTTAGAAAATTTAATTAGCTATAATGGGGTAAAGGGAGGGAGAGCCGTATGATGGGTAACTATCACGTACGGTTCGGGAATGAGAGAAACAAAAGGTTTTCTTTTCATTTTAACAACAGCAAGCCTGTTGAAAAACAGGTAAATAGCAACAAAAAAAGGTTTAGCAAATAAAACAAATGGTACATGGTTAAACGCACTTGGAGAGCCGTATGCATAGAAATGTGCACGTACGGTTCGGGAAGGGGCCATTTCGAGTGATCTGGTGGTCTACTTCATGTTTAGCTAAACTTAGGTTGAAGCCGGAGCCGTAGGAACCGGACCGGAGGGAGCGAAGCGTAAGAGGAAGAGCCGGAGGGAACGAAGTGGTAGAGGAAAAACATAGGAAGAGGGGTCGGGGCTCGGGGGCCCCTAGCCCCAAGTTGGGGCAGGGGCCCCCAACCCCAGCCGATACATGGGGCTCGGGGGGGACCAGCCCATAGTCTGGGCTGGGCCGCCCCTACCCCCGCTCCGAGCCATCGAGGGGGGGGTAAATAAAAAGGCTAAAAGTAAAGGTTATTAGGTACAAATAATAGATACAAAAAAAAGTAGGACCGGAACAGAAATTCCAAGCAGTGTTTGAAGACAAGGCAGGGGCTTGTTGGGGAATTATAGAGGTATAAACCGTATAATGGCCCCTAGCCCCAAGTTGGGGCTTTCCTTTCTCCCCTCTTTCCCTCCGGTCCCTACGGCTCCGGCTTAAAACTAAGTATAGACCGAAGGGGTCTAGCTATACTTAGTTTTAAGCCGGAGCTCGGGGGCTTGGGGGCCCCTGCCCCAAGTTGGGGCTAGGGGCCCCCGACCCCCAGCCCCAAGTTGGGGCTGGGGGTCGGGGGCCCCTAGCCCCAACTTGGGGCAGGGGCCCCCAAGCCCCCGACCGGAGCCGTAGGGAGCGAAGCGTAAGAGGGGAGGGAGAAAGAACGGGCTTTTCCTTGGGTTTTCCCCTTAAAACTAAGTAGAGTCTGACTCTACTTAGTTTTAAGGGGAAAACCCAAGAACGGGCTTGGGGGCCCCTGCCCCAAGTTGGGGCTAGGGGCCCCCGACCCCTGCCCCAAGTTGGGGCTTTCCTTGGTTTTTCGGCCCCCTCGTTGGCCGGGGGCGGCCAACGAGCCCCTAGCCCCAAGTTGGGGCTAGGGGCCCCCCTTAAACCTAAGTATAGTCTGACTATACTTAGGTTTAAGGGGGGCCCCTAGCCCCAACTTGGGGCTAGGGGCTCGTTGGCCGCCCCCGGCCAACGAGGGGGCCGAAAAACCAAGGACGGGCCCCTGCCCCAAGTTGGGGCTAGGGGCTCGGGGGCCCCTAGACCGAAGGCGGCCCCGCCCAGAGTTGGGGCTAGGGGCCCCCAACCCCCGACCCCCGACCCCCAACCCCCAACCCCCAACCCCCGAGCCATCGAACCCGAAGGAGCAGAAGAAAGGAATAATAAATAAAAAAAGAAAGTACAATAAGAATTAGAGGAAGTATGGTTGGGCTCCCCCCCAACCCCCGAGCCATATAGCAAGAACCGGCTGATGAGACTCGACCCTTTCAGTGGGGAGAGAGGGGGTCTAATTAATATTATACTTAAAAAAAAATAAAGAAACAGTAAAAGGGGAACTGAAAGGGTCTCTTATAAGTAAGTAGCCGCTGCTGCCATAGAACTGCGGCTACTTACTTATAAGAGACCCTTTCAGTGGGGAAAGAGAAAAACTTAAGATTCTTAATAAGATAAGAAAGAAATAGTGCTAGGTCCTTCCCCTCTCCTCTACCACTTCGTTCCGCTCGGGGGGCTCGGGGGCTCTCTCTTGGTTTTTCGGCCCCTAGACCGAAGGGTCCCAGACTTGGGGCTAGGGGCCGAAAACCCAAGAGAGAGCCCCCCCCCGAGCCGCCTTAAAGTAAGTGGCAAGAAATTTAAGGATTAAAAAAGGCTCTTGCTAGTTAAGGATAGTTTAGTCTAACCAAAACGTCCAGAAGTAGAAGCAATAAGGAAAGCGGCATAAGTAAAGATATAACCAACAGAGAAATGTGCTAAACCTACTAAACGTGCTTGTACAATAGATAAAGCAACAGGTTTATCTTTCCAATAAACTAAGTTAGCTAAAGGAGTTTTTTCGTGTGCCCAAACTAGAGTTTCAATTAACTCTTGCCAGTAACCACGCCAAGAAATTAAGAACATAAAACCAGTAGCATAAATTAAATGTCCAAAAAGGAAAGTCCAGGCCCAAACAGAAAGACTATTCATGCCAAAGGGGTTATAACCGTTAATTAATTGTGAAGAGTTTAACCATAAATAATCACGTAACCAACCCATTAAGTAAGTAGAAGATTCATCAAATTGTGAAACATTACCTTGCCATAACGTTAAATGTTTCCAATGCCAATAGAACGTTACCCAACCAATAGTATTTAACATCCAAAACACCGCTAAATAGAAGGCATCATAAGCTGAAATATCACAAGTACCACCACGACCTGGACCATCACAAGGGAAACTGTAACCAAAATCTTTTTTATCAGGCATTAATTTACTACCACGTGCATCTAAAGCGCCTTTAACTAAAATAAGTGTAGTAGTATGTAAACCTAAAGCGATAGCGTGATGTACTAAAAAGTCGCCAGGACCAATAGTTAAGAATAAAGAGTTTTGATTATTATTAATAGCTTCAAGCCAACCAGGTAACCATAAACTGCTACCAGCAGAATAAGCTGAACTAGTAGATGATGATAGTAATAAATCGAAACCGTATAATGATTTTCCTTGTGCGGCTTGAATCCATTGTGCGAAAACAGGTTCAATTAATATTTGTTTTTCCGGAGTTCCAAAAGCTTGGACAACGTCATTATGTACATAGAGGCCTAAAGTATGAAACCCTAAAAACAAGGAAACCCAGCTTAAATGTGAAATAATGGCTTCTTTATGATCTAATATACGTGCTAAAACGTTTCCTTTATTTTGTTCAGGGTCATAGTCACGAATCCAGAAAATAGCACCATGTGCAAAAGCACCACACATAATAAAACCAGCAATATATTGGTGGTGAGTATAAAGGGAAGCTTGTGTTGTAAAATCATAAGCTAGATAAGCATAAGGTGGTAATGAATACATATGTTGTGCAACTAAAGATGTTATTGTACCTAATGCACCTAAAGCTAAACCTAATTGGAAATGTAATGAATTATTTACCGTATCAAATAATCCTTTATGTCCAGAACCTAACCCACCGGCTGGTGGTGTGTGTGCATCTAATATAGCTTGTAAACGGTGTCCTATCCCAAAGTTTGTACGATACATATGTCCTGCTACAATAAATATTACCGCAATTGCTAAGTGGTGATGTGCCATATCGGTTAACCATAAACTTTGTGTTTGTGGGTGAAACCCACCTAAAAATGTTAGTATTGCGGTCCCTGCACCATTTGATGTTCCAAACACTTGTGTTGCGGTATCAGGGTTTTGTGCATAAGCTGCCCAATTCCCTGTAAAGAAAGGTGTTAACCCTAAGGGGTGTGGTAAAACCGATAAAAAGTTTTCCCAACCTACATGTACACCTCGTGATTCCGGTATAGCTACATGTACTAGATGTCCTGTCCATGCTAATGAACTTACACCAAATAACCCTGATAAGTGATGGTTTAGACGTGATTCTGCATCTTTAAACCATGATAATGAGGGTTGATAATTTGGTTGTAAATGTAACCAGCCGGCAAATAAGAAGACTGCTGATATTAAAGCTAAAAACACTGAACCTACATATAATTCTATATTTGTTCTTATCCCTATTGTATACCACCATTGGTACACTCCGGATGTTGCTATATTTACGGGTCCGTTTGCACCCCCACGTGTAAATGCTTCTACTGCGGGTGTTCCGAAATGTGGATCCCATATTGCATGTGCTATGGGTCTTACGTGTAGTGGGTCGGTTACCCATTGTTCGAAGTTCCCTTGCCATGCCACGTGGAATAAGTTTCCTGATGTCCATAAAAAGATGATTGCTAATTGTCCAAAATGTGATGCAAATATTTTTTGATATAGATTTTCTTCGGTCATGCCATCATGACTTTCAAAGTCATGTGCTACTGCCAGTCCAAACCATATTCTACGCGTACTTGGATCTTGTGCGAGACCCGTGCTAAATTTCGGAAACAACTTTGTTGCCATATTACTACTTATATGTTTTTTAACTGCAAATAATACTTTGCTACTTTCCTAATAACTAAGCCCCCTACCGGCAGCGTTGCCGTTCGAGTATATAGTTCGGCTTCTTTCGGTCTTACTTGGCCCCTTCTTTCCTTTGCTTTCCCCTCTCCTCTACCACTTCGTTCCGCTCGGGGGCCCCAGCCCCAAGTATGGGCTGGGGTTGGGGGCCCCTGCCCCAACTTGGGGCTGGGGGCCCCCGAGCCCCCGACCCCTCCGGCTACGGCTCTCTCTATGTTTTTCCCCTTATAATTAACTATAACAAAGTTATAGTTAATTATAAGGGGAAAAACATAGGGTTCGATGGCTCGGGGGGGTCGGGGGCCCCATCCTTGGGGCTGGGGCCCCCGACCCCCCCCCCGAGCCCATACTTGGGGCTGTGGCTCGGGGGCCCCCAGCCCCAAGTCTGGGCTGGGGGCCCCCAACCCCCGACCGGAGCCGTAGGTACCGGAGGGAAAGAGGGGAGGGAGAAAACATAGGGTTCGATGGCCACCCCGGCCCTTCCTTCCCTCTTACGCTCTGCTACCCTTCGGTCCCTACGGCTCCGGCTTCCCTCCGGTACGGCTAGGTTTTCTCCCTCCCCTCTTTCCCTCCGGTCCCTACGGCTCCGGTCGGGGGTTGTGGGCCCCCAGCCCCCGAGCTCCGGCTTAAAACTAAGTTTAGACCGAAGGGGTCTAGCTAAAGTTTTAAGCCGGAGCTCGGGGGCCCCCAACCCCCGACCGGAGCCGTTGCCGTAGGGAGCGAAGCTAGAGAGGGGAGGGAGAAAACATAGGAAGAGGGGAAGAGGCGGAAGGCTTTCCTTGGTTTTTCCCATTAAAACGGATTATATTTGAATATAATCCGTTTTAATGGGAAAAACCAAGGGTTCGTAGGCCACCCCCTCGATGGCCTCCTTCTTTCCTTGTTTTTTCCCCTTAAAACTAAGTATAGTCAGACTATACTTAGGTTTAAGGGGAAAAAACAAGGACAGGGCGGCCATCGAGCCCCGGCCTACGAGGGGTCCGAAGGGAGAAGTTTTACCATTATAAATAAGTATAGCTAGACCCCTTCGGTCTATACTTATTTATAATGGTAAAACTTCCTAGCCCATTATAAATAAGTTTAGTCTAACTAAACTTATTTATAATGGTAAAAATATAGGACAGGCTTCTTCTACGAGGAAGCAGGAAAGCCCATTATAATTTACTATAACTTAGTTATAGTTAATTATGTCCTTTCTCCACCCCCTCTTCCTAGGTTTTCTCCCCTCTTTCCCTCCGGTCCCTACGGCTCCGGCTTAAACCTAAGTATAGACCGAAGGGGTCTAGCTATACTTAGTTTTAAACCGGAGGGGCTCGATGGCCGCCCTGTCCTTGGTTTTCTCCACCCCTCCGGTTTAAAACTAAGTATAGCTAGACCCCTTCGGTCTATACTTAGGTTTAAGCCGGAGGGTAGGAGAAAACCAAGGAAAGAAGGAGGCCGGGGGTGGAGAAAACATAGCCGGACCGAAGGGTAGCCGGAGCCGTAGGAGAGGAGGAAGGGCCGGGGGCGGCCATCGAGCCCCTTCGGTTTATAAATAAGTTTAGTCAGACCTCAGCCGGAGCCGGAGCCGTAGCCGGACCGGAGGGAAGGAGAGAACCGGAGGGTAGGAGCCGTAGCCGGAGGGTCGGTAGGAGGGGAGCTGGACTTATTTATAATGGGAAAAGGAACCTCACGGAGGGGTAGAGGAAAGGAAGCACAAGAAGACCGGTGTTCTCCTCCTTCATACTTTTTAAGGCGCAGCGGTTCTTCTTTCCCTAATAGGTTTCGACCCCGCCCATTATAATTAACTATAACTTAGTTATAGTTAATTATAATGGGCGGGGTCGAAACCTATTAGGGAAGCCCCTTCTGCTGCTTGCAGAAGAGAAGAACTGCTGACTGAAAGGTACTATAAAGCTATTCTTCGTACTTAAAAATTTGTAGTATTATACACCTATATTAAACGGGAAGAACAGCTCTTCTTGCTAAAAAACAATATGCACGATCCATGTGTTTTTTACTTTTTCCTCGAGATAACACAACATTAAAAAAGTTGCAATAACCATAACAAAATGTAATTATACAAATAAAGTAAAAAAGAAAACTTTTTAACGAATACTACGCATTCGTTTCGAAATCTTAAAATCTAATATATTTAATATATAACATAATAGTTAATAAAAATAGGTAATAACTACTAGTAGTTATTACCTATTTTTAAATAAAATAATATTACTTATTTTAAAATACATGGGCTTTATCTTATTTAGGTAATATTAAATTTGGTTTTGTTCCTTTCAGTCTAAATAAATCCTATTTTTTTTTCTTTTAAGTTTAAGTTTATATTTTCTTATTATTTTCTATGGTTCTCTAATCCGGCGTTCCTATTCTGAGAATTCCTTCTTTAATTTAGCTTCCTGTTCTTCTAGGAGAACTGCTGTAGTAACACGTAGGCTGCTACACTCTCCCTTCTTTCAGATGCTTCCGGTTCCTACGTATAAGGTAGCCACGTTGCTGGTTCCCTGTGTTCTTGCAACCGGTGTTCAAGGAGCGACCGGTCGCTCCTTGAACACCGGCTGCTTTTAAACCTTTTAAAGGTGCGGAGCAACTTTAAGGCGGTTGCTTTCCCCTCGTAGGCCGCAGAAGGGTCGGGGGCTCTTCCTTGGTTTTTCCCCTTAAAACTAAGTATAGTCTGACTATACTTAGTTTTAAGGGGAAAAACCAAGGACGGGCCCCTGCCCCAAGTTGGGGCAGGGGCCCCCAACCCCAGCCTTGGGGCTGGCCCCCCCCCCGAGCGGCCTACGAGACTGAAAGGTCCAGAGCACCGCTTTCCCCTCGTAGGCCGGGGTGGCCTACGAGACTGAAAGGTCCCATAGCACCGGCTTCCCTTGGTTTTTCCTATTTAAACGTATTATATTTGAATACAAACCGTTTAAATAGGAAAAACCAAGGGTTCTTCCCCTCTTCCTAGGTTTTTCCCCTTATAATTAACTATAACTTTGTTATAGTTAATTATAAGGGGAAAAACCTAGGAAGAGGGGAAAGGCCACCCCCGGCCTCCTTCTTTCCTTGGTTTTCTCCTACCCTCCGGCTTAAACCTAAGTATAGACCGAAGGGGTCTAGCTATACTTAGTTTTAAACCGGAGGGGTGGAGAAAACCAAGGACAGGGCGGCCAACGAGCCCCCTCTTCCTAGGTTTTCTCCCCTCTCTAGCTTCGCTCCCTACGGCTCCGGCTTAAAACTAAGTATAGACCGAAGGGGTCTAGCTATACTTAGTTTTAAACCGGAGGGGCTCGATGGCCGCCCTGTCCTTGGTTTTCTCCACCCCTCCGGTTTAAAACTAAGTATAGCTAGACCCCTTCGGTCTATACTTAGGTTTAAGCCGGAGGGTAGGAGAAAACCAAGGAAAGAAGGAGGCCGGGGGTGGAGAAAACATAGCCGGACCGGAGGGAAGGAGAGAAGGGCCTGCTTGTAAAAAGGGCGGCCATCGAGCCCCTACCTACGGCTCTCTCTTAGGTAAGTTTTCCTCTACCCCTCCGGCCTCCCTCCTACCCTACGGCTCCGGTTCCCTCTACCACTTCGTTCCCTCCGGCTCCGGCTACCCTTCGGTCCGGTCCGGCTTAAACCTAAGTATAGACCGAAGGGGTCTAGCTAAACTTAGTTTTAAACCGAAGGGGTGGAGAAAACATAGGAGAGGCTCGGGGGCCCCAGCCCATAGTATGGGCTGGGGCTCTTCCTTGGTTTTCTCCACCCCTCCGGTTTAAAACTAAGTATAGACCGAAGGGGTCTAGCTATACTTAGTTTTAAACCGGAGGGGTGGAGAAAACCAATGACGGGCCCCCAGCCCATAGTATGGGCTGGGGGCCCCCAACCCCCGAGCCATCGAACCCTTGGTTTTCTCCTACCCTCCGGCTTAAAACTAAGTATAGTCAGACTATACTAAGTTTTAAGCCGGAGGGTAGGAGAAAACCAAGGAAGAGCCCACTACCCTTCGATTACTTAGCGTAGCGGACTGGCTTACTTACTTACTTACTTACTTATAAGACGGAAAAAAAAGGAATAGAAGCAACCCTCGATCTATACTTTAAGTTTGGAAAGAACAAGTCTCGGTTGGAGAATCACAAATGATAATAATATTAAAAAAAATTATAAGACTACAAAAATTAGAATTTGCTATATTTTGAAGAAGACAAGCGAAAAGTTGTTTTTTAACACTCTTATATTTCTGTTTCTTTTTTAAGGGATATTTCATTTATATTTCTAATATATATTATTATATAAAAACCAATAAACCATGAAATTGTATCTCTGCTTTAGACAGTATACTTTACTGTTTTAAGAGATAAACCTGTTTTTCTTATAAGTAAGTAAGAATATTTATAAGTGAATTAACTTTTACCTATAAGTATTTTAGCAAAAAACGTGTAGTCCGTCCTATAATAGGTTTCCGGTTTTTTACCTATATTTATTTATAAGAGAGAAGTTCCCCTCTTATTTATTAGGTCTTAAAGGGCTAGGACTTCTTGTTAAGAGCCCTGCTTATAACTGCTGTTCGGGGGTATCTGAAAGAAGCAAATTCCTTCCTTATAAGAACTGCTGCAGTATTTCTTCGGTCCCGAAAGAAAGAGGAAAATGGCGGTTTCCGTAGCAGGAACCCCTCCTTAAAGTGTTCCTTTGTTCTTAAGAGCAGGGCTGCTCTTCTTCCCCGATAAGCAACTCTTCCCGAAGGACTTATAAGTAAGTAAGTAAGAGGTGCAAGAACCGGTGCTTACACCCTGTTCCAACCGGCTTACTTACTTATAAGAGGGAAGGAGCGGCTGCTTTGAAGAACCCCCTCTTATTTATTGCCCATATTGCTTTTATAAGGGAGTTCTTGCTCCTACTCTTGTAGGAGGGATCTCATAATCTTCTTATAAGGAAGCCCGAAGGGTACTGGCTTACTTATAAGAGGATTCTAGTTAATTAATTATAAGTGGGTTCCCTAAGAATTCTTAATAAGTTCTCTTTCCTTCCATAGAGCAATAAGCGTGGGTGCCCTTTTTAAATCTACTTCTTATAAGTAAGCCCGATGTAATGGCTTACTTACTTATAAGAGGAAAAATACTATAAGTGTTTTGTGCAAGACCGCCTATAGAGGATGGAAGAAGGGCATGTGGTAACGAGCTATATAAGCTACTTATTTACTTATAAGAGGAAGATTCCGACTCTTACAGGTTTCCATAAAGCCACAAGAAGAAATGGGCCTTCTGCCACTCTTCTTTCCTGCGTCCCCTCGTAGAAGAAGCCGCAGAAGGGCGGTCGGGGGCCCCAGCCCATACTTGGGGCTGGGGCCCCCGAGCCTTTCCTATGTTTTTCCCTTTATAAATCAGTTTAGACCGAAGGGGTCTAGCTAAACTTATTTATAATGGGAAAAACATAGGAAAGGCTCGGGGGCCCCAGCCCCAAGTATGGGCTGGGGCCCCCGACCGCCCCCTCGTTGGCCTCCTTCGGGTTCGATGGCCACCCCCCGGGCCTCCTTCGGCCGGCGTCCATCGAGCCCCGGCCTCTCCTTGGAAAGATCCTTTTAAATGAACTATAACAAAGTTATAGTTCATTTAAAAGGATCTTTCCAAGGAAGAGGGGCGGGCGGCCTACGAGCCCCCTCTCTCCTTCCCTCCGGCTCGTAGGCCGGGGCGGCCTACGAGACTGAAAGGTCCAGAGCACCGCTTTCCCCTCGTAGAAGCAGGTGGCCTACGAACCCCTCCGGTTTCCCATTATAAATAAGTACAGTCCTCTTACGCTCCGCTCTCCTTCCCTCCGGCTCGTACGCCGGGGTGGCCTACGAACCCCTGCGGTCGGCTTGACCCCTTCGGTCTAAACTTATTTATAATGGGAAACCGGAGGGGTTCGTAGGCCACCTGCTTCTACGAGGGGAAAGCGGTGCTTGGAGAGGCTCGGGGGCCCCAGCCCATACTTGGGGCTGGGGCTCGGGGGCCCACAGCCCCAAGTATGGGCTTTCCTTGGTTTTTCCCCTTAAACCTAAGTATAGTCTGACTATACTTAGGTTTAAGGGGAAAAACCAAGGACGGGCCCCCAACCCCCGACCGCATAAGGGGCGTCCATCGAGCCTGCTTCTACGAGGGGCAGAACTGCTGTTCTTCCTAATAGGTTTTTCCCATTATAAATAAGTTTAGTCAGACCCCTCGTAGGCCCCTCGATGGCCGGGGCTCGATGGCCGCCCCTTCTGCGGCCATATAGGGGGTGGCCATCGAACCCGGGGGTTCGATGGCCACCCCTTCTGCTGGCCATCGAAGGAGAGGCTCGGGGGGGGCCCCGAGCCCCATCCTTGGGGCTGGGGCCCCCGAGCCCCAGCCCCAAGGATGGGGCTCGGGGGCCCCAGCCCCAAGGATGGGCTGGGGCCCCCCCGAACCTCTCCTTGGGCTCGTAGGCCGCAGAAGGGGTGGCCATCGAACCCGGGGGTTCGATGGCCCCCTTCTGCTGGCCATCGAAGGAGAGGCTCGGGGGGGCCCAGCCCATCCTTGGGGCTGGGGCCCCCGAGCCCCAGCCCCAAGGATGGGGCTCGGGGGCCCCAGCCCCAAGGATGGGCTGGGGCCCCCCCGAGCCTCTCCTTGGGCTCGTAGGCCGCAGAAGGGCGGCCTACGAGCCCAAGGAAGAGCCCGAAGGATCCTGTACTTATTTCTAATGGGAAAAACCAAGGAAGGTAAAAAAAAGGAAAGCCCATTATAATTAACTATAACTAAGTTAAAGTTAATTATAATGGTTGGGGGCCCCTAGCCCCAACTTGGGGCTAGGGGCCCCCGAGGAAAAACCAAGGACGTAATTTGGGCTCGGATCTCATAAGCCGCCCTTCTGCGGCTTATGAGACTCGACCCTTTCAGTGGGGTTCTTCTTTCCTTGGTTTTCCTCGGGGGCCCCTAGCCCCAAGTTGGGGCTAGGGGCCCCCAACCATTATAATTAACTATAACTTAGTTATAGTTAATTATAATGGGAAAGTTTACCATTATAAAAATATAAGTCCAGCTCTTTCCGGCTTAGCGGAGAAGAACACCGGGTTCTTCTTTCCTTGGTTTTTCCCATTAGAACGGATTATATTCAAATATCATCCGTTCTAATGGGAAAAACCAAGCAGAAGAACTGCCAGCAGTTCTTCGGCGTTTAAAGCAGCACCCTGCGGTCTTACTTAGCGAAGCGTACTGGCCCACTACCCTTCGGTTACTTAGCGAAGCGGACTGGCTTACTTACTTATAAGTCTAAATAAACTTATTTATAATGGTAAAAATTCCTCTTTTAAAGGCTCAGCAGCCGGTCGGGGCGGAGCACCCGCCGGTTGCTCCGCCCCGGCGGTACCACCAGCAGGTTTCTTCTGCTGCTTCGGCGGTTTCCGTTTAAAGAAGAACAGCCGAAGCAGCAGAAGAAACCGCTGTTCTTCTGGCGGAAGAGCAACCGGTTGCTCTTCCGCCAGAAGAACAGCGGTTTCTTCTGCTGCTTCGGCTGTTCTTCTTTAAACGGAAACCGCCGGGGCGGAGCACCCGGCGGGTGCTCCGCCCCGACCGGGGGTTCGTTGGCTCGGGGGTTGGGGGCCCCCAACCCCAAGGCTGGGGCTCGGGGGCCCCCAGCCCATAGTTGGGGCTGGGGGCCCCCCGACCAACCCCTGGCCATCGAAGGGGCGGAGCAACCGGTGGGTGCTCCGCACAAGAAGACCGGTGTTCGAGAGGAGCAACCGGTTCTTCGGCGGTTAAAGGGGTTCTTCGGCTCCTTCTTTCCTTGTTTTTTCCCTTCCCCTCGTAGAAGAAGGCTCGATGGCCGCCCTGTCCTTGGTTTTTCCCCTTAAAACTAAGTATAGTCAGACTATACTTAGTTTTAAGGGGAAAAACCAAGGACAGGGCGGCCATCGAGCCTTCTTCTACGAGGGGAAGGGAAAAAACAAGGAAAGAAACAGCAGCAGGGTTCCCAGCTAAAAATAGGCTGCTTAAAACGCCGAAGAACCGGTTGCTCCTCTCGAACACCGGGAAGCACCCCTCCTTAAAGAGGGGTTTCCCTATGAAACTTACATAAGACTGAAAGAGCCCCTGAAAGGTCTACCTCCTGCTGTTCTTCAGGAAAACTTCTCTTTTTGTTTCCTACATTAATCAACTTATAAGTAAGTTGATTAATGTAGGAAACAAAAGGAGTCTCCTAGAGACCGAAGGTTACTTAAGTATTATAACTAATTATATTTAAATATAATTAGTTATAATACTTAAGTAACCGACTTACAGGTATTCCTACATTAATTAACTTATAAGTAAGTTAATTATTGTAGGAACCAAAGGAAAGGACCGTACTTCTATTTAAGTTTCGTATTATACTTAAATATATTAAGACTTCTATTAAATTATCCCTAAAAACTACGCTAGACTACATTAAGTTTATACATGGTCCTCCGTAGGCATAGGGAAAAGAAGAAAGTAGAAAAGGTAAAAAAAATAAGAAGGGTCTTCTGCTGGCGGTTTCCCGCAGGGAAGGAAACCGGCTGCTGGTGGCTGCTTCTGTCCCCTCGCTGAAGCAGGCTCGATGGCCGCTCGGGGGCCCCAGCCTTGGGGCTGGGGCCCCCGATCGGCCATCGAGCCCCCTCTTCCTATGGTTTTCCTCGGGGGCCCCTAGCCCCAAGTTGGGGCTAGGGGCCCCCAACCCTTAAATCTAAGTTTAGCTAGACCCCTTCGGTCTAAACTTCGATTTAAGGAGAAAAACATAGGAGAGGCCTGCTTGGAAGAAGGGCGGCCATCGAGCCTGCTTCAGCGAGGGGTCGGGGGCTCGGGGGCCCCCAGCCCCTAGTATGGGCAGGGGCCCCCAACCCCAGCCCATACTTGGGGCTGGGGTTGGGGGCCCCTGCCCATACTTGGGGCTGGGGGCCCCCGAGCCCCCGAGCCATCGAAGGGGCTCTCTCCTTCCCTCTGGCTCGTAGAAGCAGCCTCCAAGCACCGGCGGGTTCGATGGCCACCCCTTCTGCTGGCCATCGAAGGGGCGGTCGGGGGCCTTGGGGCTGGGGCTCGGGGGCCCCAGCCCCAAGTATGGGCTGGGGCCCGTCCTTGGTTTTTCCCCTTAAAACTAAGTATAGTTAGACTATACTTAGTTTTAAGGGGAAAAACCAAGGAAGAGCCTCTCCTCCGCTTTCCGGTTTCCCATTAAAATGAACTATAAATTAGTTATAGTTCATTTAAATGGGAAACCGGAAAGCGGAGGAAGAGACTGAAAGGTCCAGAGCACCGCTTCCTCTTTCCCTCCGGCTCCTACCCAAGCACCGGTGAGGTCCGGTTTCCCATTAAAAATAATTTTAGACCGAAGGGGTCAAGCCTCAGCCGGAGCCTGGACCCTTACAGTATTTTTACCCTTATAAATAAGTTTAGACCGAAGGGGTCTAGCTAAACTTATTTATAAGGGTAAAAATTCCGTCCCCTCGCTGGCCGGGGTGGCCAGCGAACCCTTGTTTTTTCTCGGGGGCCCCTAGCCCCAAGTTGGGGCTAGGGGCCCCCAACCCTTATAAATAATTATAAGGAACTTATAATTAATTATAAAGGTTGGGGGCCCCTAGCCCCAACTTGGGGCTAGGGGCCCCCGAGAAAAAACAAGGAAAGCCTTCTGCCTCGTAGAAGCAGCCGGGGCTCGATGGCCCCTCGATGGCCGGGGTGGCCATCGAACCCGCCCTGTCCTTGTTTTTTCCATTAAAACTAAGTATAGCTAGACCCCTTCGGTCTATACTTAGTTTTAATGGAAAAAACAAGGAAAGGAGGAGGCCATCGAGGCAGAAGGGCGGCCTACGAGCCCGGAGGGGTAGAGGCTGGACTTATTTTTAATGGGAAACCGGAAAGCGGAGGAGAGGCTCTTCCTTGGTTTTTCCCCTTAAAACTAAGTATAGTCTAACTATACTTAGTTTTAAGGGGAAAAACCAAGGACGGGCCCCAGCCCATACTTGGGGCTGGGGCCCCCGAGCCCCAGCCCCAAGGCCCCCGACCGCCCCTTCGATGGCCAGGGGAGGGGGAGGGGGTGGCCATCGAACCCGCCGGTGCTTGGAGGCTGCTTCTACGAGGGGCAGGAAAGCAAGAACCGCTGCCCTCTTCCTCGACCCCTCCGGTCGGGGGTTGGGGGCCCCCAGCCCATACTAGGGGCTGGGGGCCCCCGAGCCCCAGCCCATACTAGGGGCTGGGGCTCGGGGGCCCCCAGCCCCTAGTATGGGCTGGGGGCCCCCCGAGTCCCTCCGGCTTCGGTAAAAGCAGAAGAGCTTAAAGAAGGAAGAAGGAGGGTACTGGCTTACTTACTTATAAGAAGAACCCCTTTTTAAAGACCCTATGTATTGGCTTTATCCGGGAAGTCTAAAATAATAAAGTTTTAAATACTACGTCTTTTTGGTGGACGACATCCATTATGTGGAATCCCTGTTTTTTCACGTATTACGTTTACTTTTAATCCTGCTTTAAAAATTTCACGAATAGCACTTTCACGACCTTGACCTGGACCAGTTACAAGCACTTTAGCTTCACGTATTGCAAAATCACGTGATTTTTTAGCGGCAGTTTCTGCTGCTTTTTTAGCTGCAAAACCTGTAGATTTACGTTTTCCTTTAAAGCCGCAAGCACCCGCTGAACTCCAACATAAAACTTCCCCACGAATGTTTGTAATGGTTACTATCGTATTATGATGTCCGGCTTGTATATGTACGATACCTCGATAGGCACGCGTTTTTGTTTTTGTTGGTGTTGATTTTTTAGTTGGTTTAACCATATTTTTGTTTTTTATGTTATTTAACAGTCAAAAAATTTTATCTTTATAATACCTATTGGTTTACATATTTTATAGCACACTATCAGATACTTATAAGTAAGTAAGTAAGTAAGTTAAGTTTTTTTCTCGAACGCTGGATGTCGTGCCAGCTGGATACTTACTTAACTATACTTAACTATACTTAACTATACTTAACTATACTTAACTATACTTAACTATACTTAACTATACTTAACTATACTTAACTATACTTAACTATACTTAACTATACTTAACTTAATTTAACTATACTTAACTATACTTAACTATACTTAACTTAATTTACTATACTTAACTATACTTAACTATACTTAACTTAACTTATAAGTAAGTGCTAGATTTTCCGACTTTTTCGTTCTCTAAGACTTAATTTATTTAAAGGGCTTTTTGGTTTTTTTAGGTTTTATTTGAAGACCGGCTGTTACTATCAAGTAAGTCTTCTTTCTGCTCTCTCTTTTCCGAAAGAAGGGATTGCATCTGTTCTTTTCTATGAAATAGCGGGTCCAGTAGAGAAAAGCAGCTCTCCCCCAGGGCCTTAAAGCCCATAGGAGGGACTTTAAGTTACTTAAGTATTCTAATTTACTTATACTTATTAAGAGCTCGTTAATTATAATACTTAAGTAAAAGCGACACTTACTTACTTATAAGTAAGTAAGATAAGTAAGAGCTGCTATGCCTACACGCACTATTAGAAGTGGCCCTGCTTGCAGAAGACCTTACTTATCAGTGCTCCCTGCGGCCGGTCTTCTTGGGCGTAGCACCCGCCGGGTGGGGCTTCGCACCCCCTTCGATGGCCAGCAGAAGGGGTGGTCGGGGGGCTCGGGGGCCCCCAGCCCCAAGTTGGGGCAGGGGCCCCCAACCCCAGCCCCAAGGCTGGGGGCCCCCGAGCCCCAGCCTTGGGGCTGGGGTTGGGGGCCCCTGCCCCAACTTGGGGCTGGGGGCCCCCGAGCCCCCGAGCCATCGAACCCCCGAGCGGTTGCTCCGCACAAGAAGACCGGTCCTGCTTGCAGAAAGCCCTTTAGGTCTTATAAGTAAGTAAGACGGCGAGGTGCTCCGGTTGTGGTTTATAATTAACTATACCTAATTATAGTTAATTATAAACCACAAACGGAGCACCTCGCCGTCTTACTTACTTATAAGACTACGAGCCCTTCTTCCGGCTGATGAGACTCGACCCTTTCAGTGGGGTCTTATCTTATAAGTGTCGCTTTTAAGTTTCGTATTATAATTAACTATTTAGTAGTTAATTATAATACGAAACTTAAAATGTTTCCTATACTTACTTAAGTAACTATATTAAGAAAAATAGTTTATTAAGTAAGTATAGGAAACAAAGGACTAGGGGAAGGGGCCAATAACCCCCGAGAAGAACCAAGAACCCCCCTCTTACTTTAAGGGGCTCTTCGAAGAACCCCCGGGTGTTCCACCGCTGTTCTTCTGGCGGAAGAGCACCCGGTTTAAGGCGAAGCAGCCGGCTGCTTCGCCTTAAACCGGGTGCTCTTCCGCCAGAAGAACAGCGGTGGAACACCCGGCTGATGAGACTCGACCCTTTCAGTGTAAAAACTCCCTTTTCGCAGAAGAACAGCGGTGGAACACCCTTTAAAAGGGTGTTCCACCGCGCGAAGAGCCCCTTAAAGGAAGAGGGGCCCATCTTACGTATTAGACTACGAGCCACTGAAAGGACTGAAAGGGCTTTCGTATTATAATTAATTATATTTAAATATATTTAATTATAATACGAAACTTATAAGTAAGGTCTCTTATGTATGTTTCCTACATAAACTAACTTACTTACTTACTTATAAGTTAGTTTATGTAGGAAACATACATAAGAGGATTTCTGCTTTGTTTTTGGTCGGCTAGGGACACCGGGGGGAACCACCCGGCTGGTTCCCTGGTGGTTCCAAGCACCGCCGGTTTCCCCCCTTATAAGTTTAGTTCTACTAAACTTATAAGGGGGAAGCCGGCGGTGCTTGGAACCACCAGGGAACCAGCCGGGTGGTTCCCCCCGGTGTCCCTAGCCGACCAAAAACAAAGGAAGAGAATTTTTAAAGCCGGCTGCTTCGAAGGAGAGCACCCTTATAATTAATTTTAGTTTAACTAAAATTAATTATAAGGGCGATTCTTTCCCCTCTTCCCCTCTTCCTATGTTTTTCCCCTTATAATTAACTATAACTTTGTTATAGTTAATTATAAGGGGAAAAACATAGGAAGATGGGAAGAGGGGAAGGAACTGCTGCAGCTCCTCTTATAAGTAAGAGGGGTCGCAGCAGAAACTTTCAGTTACTTAAGTATTATAACTAATTATATTTAAATATAATTAGTTATAATACTTAAGTAACTGAAAGGACAGCCGGTTTCGCAGGCCTTTCCCTTTCAGTCAGCAGAGTTTCTTTGTTTCCTATACTTACTATATTAATAAATATAGTAAGTATAGGAAACTTCAGATAGGCCTTAAAAGAAAGTAAGAAGAAGACCTTACTTAACTTACTTATAAGTAAGTCCCGCCTTACTTATAAGTAAGTAGTGTTCCCCCTTAGGGAATCGAGCCCTAAACCCTCAGCAAATCAACAGGAGACGCTGCCTAGGGGAAAAGCTTCTTCCTGTTCCTAAGAAAAACCCAGACGGGAAAATAAAGAAATAAGGGAACGGACAACGTAGTCGCGTGTGTGGAAGAGAGCTGCTTATATCCCTAATTTATTTACGGTCTGAAAAAAGGTAAAAAACCTAAAGAAGATGTTCTTACTTACTTATAAGTAAGACCAAAAAAGCGCAAGAGGTTATACTACTCTGAATTTTACTAAAAAAGACTAAAAAGTAAAGTAAAGTCTTCTAGTAAAATTCGGAGTAGTATAACCTCTTGCAACTTATACTATTTCTATTAAAACAATAAAAGTTATACCAACCTTATAATATAGGTAAAGTCGAAAAAAAAGGTGGACCGCACTTGACGTAGCGTAAAAAAACCTTTTTGTTTTCATATTATTTTACTATACATTCTTGTTACAAAACTTAGTTTTTATCCTTTTTTTGTTAATAAAAGCACAAGCTTGTCTTGTCGTTTTGCATTTTTTTAACGTATAAATCTATTCTAGTGTATTAAATATGCTGATGTATTACAAACCCTTTTCTTCTAAGAAAAACTTTTTCTTATACCAATTCATCGTCCTTGAAATAATTGATTCACAACCGTCATTGACGGACCCTTTGGGCGATTTTTCTTTTTAAAATAAAATTTTCTTTGCTATTTATAAATACAAAAAAATTAGCTCTTATATAATTGCTTATTCTTATAAGTAAGTAAGTAAGTAAGTAAGTAAGTAAGTAAGCCAGTCCGCTACGCTAAGTAAGTAACCGAAGGGTAGTGGGCCAGTACGCTTCGCTAAGCCAGTACGCTTCGCTAAGTAACCGAAGGGTAGTGGGCCAGTACGCTTCGCTCAGTGAGTAAGTAAGAGAGTAAGTAAGAGAGTAAGTAAGTTTACATAATATTTGTTTATTGTGTTTATTTCTTTATCGTATATAAAGTATAAAACCTTCTTAAACTGCATTATTAATTTTTTACTAAATGTCTACTCTTTGAAGGTAGTAGAAAGTTACAGTTTTCTAAAAACCACGTACAGTGAAAAAAAACAAATAAGATAAGTCCGCCGATGCTTGGAGTGTTCGTGGTGTTTTTACGTTGGAGTCACACTAATCTTTACACTACCCTTGTTTCGTTAAGTTCAAAGTTGAATCTTCTTTTTTCGGGCTGCTTATATTCTTTCCGTCTTCTAGTTAGTCTTATAAGTTAAGTATAGTTAAGTTAAGTATAGTTAAGTTAAGACTACTTAAGTTAAGTTAAGTATAGTTTAGTTAAATTAAGTATAGTTAAGTTTAGTCTAGTTAAGTATAGTTAATTATAGTTAAGTATAGTTAAGTATAGTTAAATATAGTTAAGTATAGTTAAGTTAAGTTAAGTTAAGTTAGTCTCCCTATAGGAAATTTACCTTATAGAAATAAGCAGAACTTATTAGTTAAGTGCTTTTGGCGGGCCACTTACTTTATAAGACTTATAAGTAAGTAACCGAAGGGTAGTGGGCTCTCTCTTGGTTTTCTCCCTCCCTCCCCTCTACCACTTCGTTCCCTACGGCTACGGCTCCGGCTCCGGCTTAAAACTAAGTATAGACCGAAGGGGTCTAGCTATACTTAGTTTTAAGCCGGAGCCGGAGCCGTAGCCGTAGGGAACGAAGTGGTAGAGGGGAGGGAGGGAGAAAACCAAGGACGGGCCCCAGCCCATAGTATGGGCTGGGGTTGGGGGCCCCTGCCCCAACTTGGGGCAGGGGCCCCCGAGCCCCCGACCAGGACGCTTCGCTAACCGAAGGGTAGTGGGCCAGGACGCTTCGCTAACCGAAGGGTAGTGGGCCAGTACGCTTCGCTAAGTAAGAGAGTAAGAGAGTACCCTACGGTAAGCTAGTAAGAGAGTAAGAGAGTACCCTACGGTAAGCTAGTAAGAGAGTAAGGGAGTACCCTACGGTAAGCTAGTAAGAGAGTAAGAGAGTACCCTACGGTAAGCTAGTAAGAGAGTAAGAGAGTAAGTAAGCCAGTACCCTTCTGTAAGCCAGTCCCCTTCGAAGCAGCCAGTACCCTACGGTAAGCCAGTACCCCTGCGGGAATACCCTTTGGTAATACCCTTCGGGAATACCCTTCGAAGCAGCCAGTACCCTTCGGGAAGCCTGTGGTACCCCCTTCGGTAAGTTAAGTAAAAGGCTCGAGAGTTTTCGGCCCCTAGACTTACTTAGAAGAGCTGCTATGCCTACAAGCACCCTTTTTCTTATAATAATTAACTATACTTAAAGTAAGTTACTTATTAAAAACTGGAGACTCCTTTGTTTCCTATACTAATTAACTTATAGGTAAGTATAGGAAACAAAGGACTCTTTCCTTTGTTTCAAAGCGGAAGAGCGGCTTTCCCCTATTCCCCTCGTAGGCCGCAGAAGGGTCGGGGGCCCCAGCCTTGGGGCTGGGGCCCCCGAGCGGACTACGAGACTGAAAGGTCCAGAGCACCGCTTTCCCTACGGTTTCACATTATAAATAAGTTTAGCTAGACCCCTTCGGTCTAAACTTATTTATAATGGGAAACCGGACCTCACCGGTTCCCTACGGTGCTCTGGAACGAAGTGGTAGAGGCCGGAGGGAAAGAGGAAGCGGTTCCCTACGGTGCTCTGAAAGGCCGGGGCTATAGGGCCGCTCGGGGGCCCCAGCCCATAGTATGGGCTGGGGCCCCCGACCCTTTCCTTGTTTTTTCCATTAAAACTAAGTATAGACCGAAGGGGTCTAGCTATACTTAGTTTTAATGGAAAAAACAAGGAAAGAAGGAGGCCGGGGTTCTTGTTCGATGGCCACCCCTTCTGCGAAGCAGCCGGGGGCTCGTTGGCCGCCCCCGGCCAACGAGGGGGTGGCCAGCGAACCATTGTTTTTTACCATTATAATTAACTATAACTTAGTTATAGTTAATTATAATGGTAAAAAACAAGGAAAGCCGAACCAAGGCCGGAGGGGCGGAGCGCAGCGTTAGAGGGAGCGGAGGAAGGGAAAAAACAAGGGTTCGATGGCCGCCCCTTCTGCGGCCATCGAGGGGGTGGCCATCGAGGGGAAAGCCCTATTATAATTAACTATAACTAAGTTATAGTTAATTAGAATGCCCTCCATTTCTAGTACCCTTTACTCTTATGTAAGTTTTATAGGGGTTCTTCGCAGCAGCGATTCCGGCAGCTTAAAGACGTTTCTTCTTTCCTTGGTTTTTCCCATTATAATTAACTATAACTAATTTATAGTTAATTATAATGGGACTTTTTACCATTATAAATAAGTTTAGTCTAACTAAACTTATTTATAATGGTAAAAATTCTCCCTCCTTCGGGGTTCGATGGCCACCCCTTCTGCTGGCCATCGAAGGGGCTCTCTCCTTCCCTCCGGCTCGTAGGCCGCAGAAGGGCGGTCGGGGGCTCGGGGGCCCCAGCCCCAAGTATGGGCAGGGGCCCCCCAGCCTTGGGGCTGGGGGCCCCCTGCCCATACTTGGGGCTGGGGGTCGGGGGCCCCTAGACCGAAGGGTCCCAGACTTGGGGCAGGGGTCGGGGGCCCCTAGCCCCAACTTGGGGCAGGGGCCCCCAAGCCCGTTCTTGGTTTTTCCCATTAAAATGAACTATAACTTAGTTATAGTTCATTTTAATGGGAAAAACCAAGGAAAAGCCCGTCCTTGGTTTTTCTCGGGGGCCCCTAGCCCCAAGTTGGGGGCCCCTAGCCCCAACTTGGGGCTAGGGGCCCCCGAGAAAAACCAAGGAAGAGCCCCGAGCCTACGAGACTGAAAGGTCCAGAGCACCGCTTCCTCTTTCCCTCCGGCCTCTACCACTTCGTTCCAGAGCACCGTAGGGAACCGGTGAGGTCCGGTTTCCCATTATAAATAAGTTTAGACCGAAGGGGTCTAGCTAAACTTATTTATAATGTGAAAAACCAAGGGTTCGATGGCTCGGGGGTTGGGGCTGGGGGCCCCCCGACCACCCCCGGCCGCAGAAGGGGTGGCCATCGAACCCCCGGCCTCCTTCTTCCTTGTTTTTTCCATTAAAACTAAGTATAGACCGAAGGGGTCTAGCTATACTTAGTTTTAATGGAAAAAACAAGGACAGGGCGGCCATATAGCCCCGGCCATCGAGGGTAAAGGCCGCCCCGGCCTACGAGGGGCGGGACTGCTGCTTGGTTTTTCCCATTATAATTAACTATAACTTAGTTATAGTTAATTATAATGGGAAAGGAATTTTTACCATTATAAAAATATAAGCTTAAAGAAGGTGGATCCTTCGGTATAACTAAACTTATTTATAATGGTAAAAATTCTCTTCCTTCTGCCTCGTAGAAGAAGCCGGGGCTCGATGGCCGCCCGCCCCTCTTCCTTGGAAAGAACCTTTTAAATGAACTATAACAAAGTTATAGTTCATTTAAAAGGTTCTTTCCAAGGAAGAGGGGCGGGCGGCCATCGAGCCCCTCTTCCTATGTTTTCCTCTTTCCCTCCGGTCCCTCCGGTTTATAATTAACTATAACTTTGTTATAGTTAATTATAATGGGAAAAACCTATTAGGGAAGAACCCTTGTTTTTTCCCATTATAAATAAGTTTAGTCTAACTAAACTTATTTATAATGGGAAAAAACAAGGGTTCGATGGCCACCCCCCTCGATGGCCGCAGAAGGGGCGGCCATCGAGCCCCGGCCATCGTGGGGACAGGCTTGTTCTACGAAGGGAGCACCTATTATAACTAATTATAACTTAGTTATAATTAATTATAAAGGGCTGCAGCTTCTAGTACCCTTCGGTCTTACTCTTTGTTTTTCTTATAAGAACTATAACTAAGTGATAATTAATTATAATGGGCTGGCAGAATTCAGTGGCCCCAAGCCCTACTCCGGGGTAGCCCTTTGGTCTCCTTTAAAGCAGGTTTTTCCTCTTTGGGCTCTTCCTTTTCCCATTAAAATGAACTATAACTAATTTATAGTTCATTTTAATGGGAAAAAACAAGCCGGACCGAACCGAAGCCGTAGCCGTACCGGAGGGACCGAAGGGTAGCAGAGCTAGAGAGGACGAAGTGGTCTACCCGGACCGGACCGGAGGGTAGACGGAGGGTAGAAGGGAGAGGAGGGGAGAGCCGGACCGTACCGAACCGGACCGGAGGGTAGGAGAGGAGAGCCGGAGCCGTACCGGAGGGAGCGAAGCGTAAGAGGACGAAGTGGTAGAGGGAAGGGAGAGCCGGACCGGACCGGAGGGTAGCCGGAGGGTAGAAGGGAGAGAAGGAAGGAAGGGCCGCCCCCTCGATGGCCGCAGAAGGGGCGGCCATCGAGCCCCTGCCTACGAGGGGGAGAGCTGCTGCTCTTCGGCTATGAAACAAAGGAAGAGAATTTTATTAGCCGAAGAGCAGAGCAACCTTATAAGTTTAGTCTACCTAAAATTATAAGGTTGCTCTGCTCTTCGGCTAATAAAATTCGAGCCTTCGAAGGGGATCACCAGTGCCTCCTTTTCTGCTTCTAAATAAGTTTATTTATACTAAACTTATTTAGAATAAGAAAAGGAGGGCCTGGGTAAACCCTCTTAAAGGAGCACCCTAATAAGTTTAGTTAGACTAAACTTATTAGGGTGCTCCTAAGAAAATTCTCTTCCTTTGTTTCATAGCCGAAGAGCAGCAGAAAACCTCAGGGGGCCCACCCCGGAGCCCATGCTCCGTTGGGGCTTGGGGTTCTTATTTATTAAGAGTAGGCCGCCCCCTCTAGGCTCCGGGGGTTCTTATTTATTAAGAGTAGGCCGCCCCCTCTCTGCGCCCCTTCTGCGCAGAAGAGGGGGCGGCCTACTCTTAATAAATAAGAACCCCCGGAGCCTAGAGGGGGCGGCCTACTCTTAATAAATAAGAACCCCCGGAGAGGGGTGCCCCGACCCATTATAACTAATTATATTTAAATATAATTAGTTATAATGGGCTGGGGCTCTCTGCGAGGGTGTTCTTGCTGCTTCTGTCCTCCGCTTCCCCCTATATGGCCTCCTTCTTTCCTTGTTTTTTCTCGGGGGCCCCCAGCCCCAAGTTGGGGCTGGGGGCCCCCGACCATTAAAACTAAGTATAGCTAGACCCCTTCGGTCTATACTTAGTTTTAATGGAAAAAACAAGGAAAGGGTCGGGGGCCCCAGCCCATACTATGGGCTGGGGCCCCCGAGCGGCCATATAGCCCCGGCTTCTTCTACGAGGGGAAAGCCCATTATAATTAACTATAACTTAGTTATAGTTAATTATAATGGGCTAGGAATTTTTACCATTATAAATAAGTATAGCTAGACCCCTTCGGTCTATACTTATTTATAATGGTAAAAATTCCGTCCTTGTTTTTTCTCGGGGGCCCCTAGCCCCAAGTTGGGGCTAGGGGCCCCCAACCCTTTATAAATAATTATAAGGAACTTATAATTAATTATAAAGGGTTGGGGGCCCCTAGCCCCAACTTGGGGCTAGGGGCCCCCGAGAAAAAACAAGGGTTCGATGGCCACCCCCTCGATGGCCGGGGGCGGCCATCGAGCCCCGGCCATCGAGGGGAAAGCCTTCTGCCTCGTAGGCCGCAGAAGGGCGGCCTACGAGCCCGGAGGGAAAGCCTCGTTCCCCTTCGGCGGCAGGAAAGAAGCAGCCACCCGGCATAAGGGCTACTGGTGGTTCCAAGCACCGCTGCTCCTTCGGGTTCGATGGCCACCCCGGCCATCGAGGGGCGAGAGTAGGCCTGCTTGGTTGAAACACCCTTCTTCTATCCTTAAAGGGGGCACCCGTTCGAGGGGGTTCTTCTCTCCTTGGTTTTTACCATTCTAATTAACTATAACTAAGTTATAGTTAATTAGAATGGTAAAAACCAAGGAAAGCAAGGCCCTTCTTCTATCCTTAAAGGGGCACCAGTTCGAGGGGGTTCTTCTATAGGCAAGGCCCTTCTTCTATCCTTAAAGGGGCACCCGTTCGAGGGGGTTCTTCTTTCCTTGGTTTTTCGCTTCCCCTCGTAGAAGCAAAGAGCAGGGGCTCGATGGCCACCCCGGCTGCTTCAGCGAGGGGTCGGGGGCTCGGGGGCCCCTGCCCCAAGTTGGGGCAGGGGCCCCCGAGCCCCCGAGCCATCGAGGGGAAGGCCTTTCCTTGGTTTTATAGGAGCACCCATTATAACTTATAAGTAAGAATTAGTTATAATGGGTGCTCCTATAAAACTTACATAAGAGAGAGGGAACCCGGGCTGTCCTTTTCCCATTATAATTAACTATAACTTAGTTATAGTTAATTATAATGGTCGGGGGCCCCTAGCCCCAACTTGGGGCTAGGGGCCCCCGAGGAAAAACCAAGGAAAGAAGCAGCCGGCTGTTCCGAACCCATAGCACCGGTCTTCTTGTGCGGAGCAACCGCTCGGGGGTTCGATGGCCACCCCTTCTGCTGGCCATCGAAGGGGCGGAGCACCCGCCGGGTGCTCCGCCCCTTCGATGGCCAGCAGAAGGGGTGGCCATCGAACCCCCGAGCGGTTGCTCCGCACCGAGCGGTCCTTATAAGTTTAGTCTAACTAAACTTATTTATTATGGGAACTCTAAGGGGCCCATCCTATAAGGGGAACCAGTAGAAAGCCTCTGTCAGTCTTATAAGTAAGTAAGTAAGTAAGTAAGTAAGTAAGTAGACCTTCTAGAAGAACCCCTGAGGTCCTGCTGGAAAACAAAAAGAGAAGTTTTCCTATTATAATTCAATATACTTAGGTATAGTTTATTAGAATAGGAAAGGGTGCTCCTCTCGAACCGCTCGGTGCGGAGCAACCGGTCGGGGGTTCGATGGCCACCCCTTCTGCTGGCCATCGAACCCCCGAGCGGTTGCTACGCACAAGAATACCGGTTTACCTAGTTAGAGTCCCTATTTTCATATTATACTTAAGATACCTATCTTTAATTATAATAGGAAACATGGGCTCGTAGTCTTACTTAACTTATAAGACGGCGAGGTGCTCCGGTTTTGGTTTATAATTAACTATACTTAGGTTAATTATAAACCAAAAACTACTGAAAGGGCTCCATCGGTAGTTGCTCCGGTTAATTAAGTATTATAACTAATTAGATTCTTACTTATAAGTTATAATACTTAATTAACCGGCTGGGAACTGCTGGCGGCTCCCCCTTTTTTCATAGCGGAAGAGCGGTTTCCCTATTAGAATTCACTATAACTTAGTTATAGTGAATTCTAATAGGGAAACCGCTCTTCCGCTATGAAAAAAAGGGAAACCGTATTTCTGCTTTGTTTTTGGTCGGGGCTAGGGGCTCTTATAAGCAGCCTCTTCCCTCTTATAAGCAGTTCTTGCTTTTATAAGCAGCCGCTTCCCTCTTATAAGCAGTTCTTGCTCTTATAAGCAGCCGCTTCCCTCTTATAAGCAGTTCTTGCTCTTATAAGCAGCCGCTTCTCTCTTATAAGCAGTTCTTGCTCTTATAAGCAGCCGCTTCTCTCTTATTAAGAAGCAGGTTCTCCGCAGAAGGGGCTCCAAGCATCGGCGAGCAACCGGCGGATCAGCAGCTTAAAGGCCTTTAAGCTGCTGATCCGCCGGTTGCTCGCCGATGCTTGGAGCCCCTTCTGCAAGCAGCAGAAGAGAACACTTTAAGGCGGTTTCCGAAGCAGCCGGCTGCTTCGGAAACCGCCTTAAAGTGTTCCTTAAAAAGGGCCTACGAGCAAGAACTGCTTCTTAATTAGAGGGAAGCGGTTGCTTATAAGAGCCCCTTCCAAGCATCGGCGCAGAGAGGGGCTAGGGAAACCGGTCTTCTTGTGCGTAGCAACCGCCGGTTGCTACGCACCGGCGGTTCGAGAGGAGCACCCTTTCCTAATCTAATAAACCTCAGTATAGTTAATTAGATTAGGAAAGAGTGCTCCTCTCGAACCGCCGGTGCGTAGCAACCGGCGGTTGCTACGCACAAGAAGACCGGTTTCCCTCGCCAAAACCAAAGGAAAGAAGGGGGACCACTCTGGAGCCTCTGCAGCAGTAGGAATACCCTTCGGTCCTTCTTAGGACCTTACTGAAAGGAAAGAGCCGTAGGATCCTAGAAGGAGTCTAGCCCAGTTTCCTAGTAGGCTTTAAGGAAGAAGGGCTCCTTTAAAAGGCGCAGAGAGAAGAACCCCCTCGAACGGGTGCCCCTTAAAGGATAGAAGAAGGGCGGTCGGGGTTGGGGGCCGTCCTTGGTTTTTCCCCTTAAACCTAAGTATAGTCAGACTATACTTAGGTTTAAGGGGAAAAACCAAGGAAAGCCCATACTTGGGGCTGGGGCCCCCGAGCCCCAGCCCCAAGTATGGGCTGGGGTCCCCTACGGCTCTCTCTTGGTTTTTCCCCTTAAAACTAAGTATAGTCTGACTATACTTAGTTTTAAGGGGAAAAAACAAGGACGGGCTTTTCCTTGGTTTTTCCCCTTAAAACTAAGTATAGTCTGACTATACTTAGGTTTAAGGGGAAAAACCAAGGACGGGCCCCTGCCCCAAGGCTAGGGGCCCCCGACCCCTGCCCCAAGTTGGGGCTAGGGGCCCCCGACCCCAGCCCCAAGTATGGGCTGGGGCCCCCACGAGCCTACTCTTAACAAACAAACCGAAGGGTACATGCAAACAAACCGAAGGGTACAGGCAAACAAACAAACAAATAAGACAAGAGTCCCTGCTGCCTCGAGGGTGCCCCTTTAAGGATAGAAGAAGGGCTTCTGCGTTATAGAAGAGTGGGCCCCCTCTTCCTTGTTTTTTCCCATTCTAATTAACTATAACTAAGTTATAGTTAATTAGAATGGGAAAAAACAAGGAAAGGCTTTAAGGAAGAAGGGCTTCTGCGTTATAGCAGTTCTTGAAGAACCCCTGAGGCTGAAAACAAAAGAGAAGTTTTCGTTTTATTATTAACTATAACTTAGTTATACTTATAAGGGAAAACGTAGCACCTAGCTAGAGGCCCTCTTATCTTATGTAGGTCTTACTTATAAGTGGGCTCTTCGCAAAGAACTGCTGCCGAACGGCGGATCCCCTCAGCAACCGGTTGCTGAGGGGATCCGCCGTTCGGCAGCAGGTATCGTAGGCTGCCCCGCAGAAGACCGGCGTATCCCCTCAGCAACCGGTTGCTGCGGGTGTTCTTCAAGAACCGCCGCCTTTAAGCAGCACTTTAAGGCGGTTTACGTTTAAAGCAGCCGTTCCGCGGTTCTTGCAACCGGTTGCAAGAACCGCGGAACGGCTGCTTTAAACGTAAACCGCCTTAAAGTGTTCTCTTCTGCAAGCAGCAGAAGAGAACACCTAAAAGCTGCTTCTACGAGGGGTCTTAGAAGGAAGGAAGGAAGTAAGACTACGAGCCCCTGGAAGCAGTGGGCCCTTTTTAGTCCTTACAGTCGTTTGGAAGCAGCCCTATAAGTAGATGCTTATTAATCAATTTTTTGGAGGTTGACTATAAAAAAAACGTTTAAATAGTTTTTTTAAAGGATTTCTTTTTTAAAAGTAAAAAACGTTTTAAATATATAGTAACTTATTATTTAATAAAAATTAAATAATAAGCTACTATATATTTAATTCATTAATTAAGAAACATCTTCCGTTGATGCTGTTTTAACATATAAAATTAATAAGAATGAAGTTGGAATAATGATAAATAACGCAGTTGCAATTAATCCTAGAATATTTACTTCCATTTTTTTTTATAAAAATTAAGATATTTAAAAAATTCAAACTGTTTTTTACTTGTTAAGAACCTCGCTCTTACCCTTGCCTTTCGTATTTGAAGTCTAAATAGAACGATTTTATACTACATATTTTAAAGAAAAAAGTACTATTTTGGGCTTTTTAAAATCCAGACCGTTTTTTCTGCCCTTCCTTTAGGTTTCTCTTATAAGTAAGTAAGACCTCCTGCTTTTCCTGTCTTACACAACTACGTTGCTATAAGAAGAAGACCCGTAGGTTTGACAGCTATTCGAGGGAAGCCCTGATCCTGGCAGCCTTAGAATTTATTTCCGGCTTCAGCGCTCCTTGGCGCCCTGATCGCCGTTTCCGTTTTTATTATTAGTAGTTATACTTATAATAAGAACAACGTAAGAAAGCGCAGCTCTTTCTTCTTATTTTTTTTAGGATTTTTCTTTGTTTCATAGGGAAACCGGGTGTTCTTCAAGAACCGCCTTCGAGCTGCAGGAACGCCTTAAAGTGTTCGATAGGAGCAACCTCCTTCGGGTTCGATGGCCACCCCCGGCTGCTTCGCAGAAGGGGCGGCCATTGAGCCCTGTCCTTGGTTTTTCCCCTTAAACCTAAGTATAGTCTAACTATACTTAGTTTTAAGGGGAAAAACCAAGGAAAGAAGGAGGCCTCCTTCTTTCCTTGTTTTTTCCATTAAAACTAAGTATAGCTAGACCCCTTCGGTCTATACTAAGGTTTAAGGGAAAAAACAAGGACAGGGCGGGTTCGATGGCCACCCCGGCCCTTCCTTCTTCCCTCCGGCTTCCCTCCGGTACGGCTATGTTTTCTCCACCCCTCCGGTTTAAAACTAAGTATAGCTAGACCCCTTCGGTCTATACTTAGGTTTAAGCCGGAGGGTAGGAGAAAACATAGGAAGAGGGGCCATCGAGCCCTTGGTTTTTCCCATTAAAATGAACTATAACTTAGTTATAGTTCATTTTAATGGGAAAAACCAAGGGTGGCCACCCCGGCCTCTCCTATGTTTTTCCCATTAAAACTAAGTATAGACCGAAGGGGTCTAGCTATACTTAGGTTTAAGCCGGAGGGTAGGAGAAAACATAGGAAGAGGGGAGAGGCCTCTCCTATGTTTTCTCCACCCCTCCGGTTTAAAACTAAGTTTAGCTAGACCCCTTCGGTCTAAACTTAGGTTTAAGCCGGAGGGGTGGAGAAAACATAGGAGGAGGGGCGAAACCGGCGAAGCAGCCGGTCTTCTTGTGCGGAGCAACCGCTAGGGGGTGGCCACCCCCTCGATGGCCGCAGAAGGGGCGGCCATCGAGGGGGTGGCCATCGAACCCGAAGGAGGTTGCTCCGCCTTTAATAACCGGTTTCCCTGCAGCAGTTCTACTGTATTCAGTCTAGGGAAACCGGTGCTGCGTCTTTCCTTTTCCCATTATAATTAACTATAACTTAGTTATAGTTAATTATAATGGGAAAAGGAAAGACGCGGGTTCGATGGCTCGGGGGCCCCAAGGCTGGGGTCCCCTACGGCTCTCTCTTGGTTTTTCCCCTTAAAACTAAGTATAGACCGAAGGGGTCTAGCTATACTTAGTTTTAAGGGGAAAAACCAAGGACGGGCTTTTCCTTGGTTTTTCGGCCCCCAGCCCCAAGTTGGGGCTTTCCTTGGTTTTTCCCCTTAAACCTAAGTATAGTCAGACTATACTTAGGTTTAAGGGGAAAAACCAAGGACGGGCTTTTCCTTGGTTTTTCCCATTAAAATGAACTATAACTTAGTTATAGTTCATTTTAATGGGAAAAACCAAGGACGGGCCCCAGCCCCAAGTTGGGGCTTTCCTTGGTTTTTCCCCTTAAACCTAAGTATAGTCTGACTATACTTAGGTTTAAGGGGAAAAACCAAGGACGGGCCCCCGACCCCCGACCATTAAAATGAACTATAACTAAGTTATAGTTCATTTTAATGGGAAAAACCAAGGACGGGGTCCCCTACGGCTCTCTCTTGGTTTTTCCCCTTAAACCTAAGTATAGTCTGACTATACTTAGGTTTAAGGGGAAAAACCAAGGACGGGCCCCCAGCCCATAGTTGGGGCAGGGGCCCCCCAACCCCTGCCCCAAGTATGGGCTGGGGGCCCCCGACCCCCAGCCCCAAGTATGGGCTGGGGACCCCCCGACCACCCCGGCCATAGAGGGGCCATCGAGGGAAAAGCCTTCTGCCTCGGATATCAGCAGTTCTGGAAGCCGCAGTTATGAGGGCTAGTACGAGCAAGAACAGAGAGCCCCAGACCCATTATAACGAATTATAATTTGAATAGAATTAGTTCTAATAGGTGCTCCCTCCGCTTTTCTGCTATAAAACAAAAAGGTCTCCAGACTATAAGGAGTACGCTTGGGGAAAAAAGGAATGAAAGGGGTTCTTCGAGGGGTCCTCCTCTTTATTGGTTAGGGGCTCGTTGTCTTATAAAACCCCTCTTATGCTTATGTAGGTCTTACTTATAAATTAAATAAGTGGGCTCTACCCGGCTGCTTCTACGATGGTAGAGCCCACTTATTTAATTTATAAGTAAGACCTACATAAGCATAACAGGGGGGCACTGAAAGGGACGGAGTTTCTTACTTACCGAAGGGTACTGGCTTACTTACTTATAAGTATACATATAGGTATAAGATGAAATTAGGCGGCCAGTTTCCCTTTAAACAAGCGCGCCGAAGGAGCTCCCGTACCGTACGTGAACCTTTCAGCTCATACGGCTCTCCAACAGTCCTTAACTGTACCTTCTCTTTCTTTTTGGCGAAATTGTATTCGATTGTTATTGTTTTTATTATGGTCAATACTTGTAAAGCTTGCGTCTTATACATTAAGAATCCTACGAGAGAACCCCTTGCGGTTGGAAAGAAAAGATGCAATGGGACTGTCTACCCCATTATTGTTTACTCTTCTGGCTCTTATATGGTTGATCCTGCACTTACAGTAACACACGTACGTACGAACAGAATTGCTTCTATATGTGTTGTCGTAATTCGTTATGTAAAATGGTAGCTCTGACCTTAGCCAGTTGTTTTATGTCTTAAATTCATCTAGAGAACGTTATGTAGTCCAATTTCTTGGCTAGCTGTCCAATAAGTCCTGTACTCCCTTGGGCACATCTGCAAGAAGAAGAGGATTTCCTTCTTCTTCTTGCAGGCTGCATTATTTACAGTCGTGATAGCGGCACGGAACCTTCTTCGTATTAGGCCACTTGCCCCTTTTTCTTCGTAATTCGTTGTTGAGTGTCGTTGTGGTCGTTTTATAAAATGGCGGGGAACACCTTGCACTATGCGGGGTTATCCAACCGCCAGCGTAATTGGTTCTGATTATGTACCGTGTTGCTTTGAATCGTTATACCGCAACTGGTCCTTCCGTATATATGCTTCTTACCAGAGCTTCTTAAAAAGGAAGAGAAACCGCTGAGTTTCATCGTGTCGTGTAGCGTTCTGTTTTTTTGAGTACGCAGTTCGCTGGGTTTCGAATAAATGCCCATGGTCGGATATAATAATATCGTTTAAACAACACTAACAACGAGCACAAAACCAGCTATAGGAAACCCGTATCCTTTCAGTACCCTAACCCCAGACTGAAAGGTTCAGGGAACTTTTACTTCCTTCCTTATAAGTCTACTCTCTTACTTACTCTCTTACTTACTCTCTTACTTACTTATAAGTCTACTTACTTATTAGTATACTTATAAGTAAGTAGACTTAATAAGTAAGTAAGAGAGTAAGTAAGAGAGTAAGTAAGAGAGAGAGTAAGTAAGAGAGAGAGTAAGTAAGAGAGTAAGCCAGTACCCTTCGGGAATACCCTTCGGGAATACCCTTCGGGAATACCCTTCGGGAATACCCTTCGGGAATACCCTTCGGTAAGTAAAAGTTCCCTGAACTTTCAGTCCCAACTTATAAGTAGTTTTACACTGAAAGGTCTTCTGCTGGGTAAAAATATCGAGCCTATAACCCACACTATGAACTATGGTGAGGACCTCGCCCTTATTTTTATAGTACAAAAGGAAAAATATAAAAGAAGGGGGAACGCCGAAAAAAGCAGACTACTTAGAAGTCAATTCTTATAAGGACAACGAAGTTGCGTAAGAAAAAAAAAAACAAATTTCTCTGGGACGTATAGCACAAAAAAATGCTTTTTTTAAAAACAAGACAAAAAGACGGTTGACGTTTGAATTATAGAGAATCACACTAAAAAAATAATTAGACTTTTGTTGTTTTATTAATAGAATTCGGTGAAAGGAAATAGGTTTCCTTTTTAAAATTATTTTATACGTTTTATATAAACATTTTCCCTCCACTACAAAGAGGTTAATAGAAAGAGCTATGTATAAACGTAGTTTTTAATATTTTACAACTTATTTACTTGTGTAGCACGTATAAAAGTGTTTAAGGGTTTTTAAGAGGCTTGTAAAAGCATTGTAGCACATACATCTAGTGCTTTTTACGAAGGTTTTTTAAAAGTACTTTTTTTTCACTACGGTTTTCTGATTTAAGACTTATATAATATAAACTAATATAAGTATAAGTTATACTTAAACACCAACGCTGCCCCCCCCCTTCTCGTCTCTATCGCAACCTTTTAAGGCTGAGCTGGGGGTGTACCTGCCAGCTGTTTCTTTCAGATGTATACCCCCTCGTAGGCCTTTAAGGAGGGGTTTTCTTTAGGGGCTGAAAGGGGTTCTTCTCTTAACTCTACCCTAAAAGCCTACTTTAAAGGCAGAAGAACCGGACTTGGTTTTTCCCATTATAATTAACTATAACTTAATAAGTTATAGTTAATTATAATGGGAAAAACCAAGTCCGGTTCTTCTGCCTTTAAAGTAGGCCGTAAGAAGGGGAGATTTAAGAGAAGAACGAGAACTGCCCCTCGTAGGCCGCAGAAGGGTTGGGGGCCGTCCTTGTTTTTTCCCCTTAAAACTAAGTATAGTCTGACTATACTTAGGTTTAAGGGGAAAAACCAAGGAAAGCCCATACTTGGGGCTGGGGCCCCCAACCCCCGAGCGGCCTACGAGCCCGGGAGTTCTTGAAGGGGGCCTACTCGAAGAACGAATCCTGCCTTTCCCCTCTTCCTCCGCTTACCCTCCGGTTTCCCATTATAAATAAGTTTAGACCGAAGGGGTCAAGCCGAAGCCGGAGCTAGGAAGTTTCTCCCTCCTACCCTCCGGCTCCGGCTTATAAATAAGTTTAGACCGAAGGGGTCTAGCTAAACTTATTTATAAGCCGGAGCCGGAGGGTAGGAGGGAGAAACTTCCTCGCCTTCTGCCTCGTAGGCCGGGGCGGCCTACGAGCCCGGAGGGAAAGAGGCTGGACTTTTTTATAATGGGAAACCGGAGGGTAAGCAGAGAAAAGGCCGGGGTGGCCTACGAACCCCTGCGGCCTACTCTTAAAAACATAAGAACTCGAAAGGGAGTTCTTGAAGGGCCTACTCGAAGAACGAGAACTGCCTTTCCCTGCGGCCTTTACTTGGTTTTTCCCATTAGAATTAACTATAACTTAGTTATAGTTAATTCTAATGGGAAAAACCAAGTAAAGGCTCGGGGGCTCGTGGGCCCCCAGCCCCAAGTTGGGGCAGGGGCCCCCAACCCCAGCCCCTAGTATGGGCTGGGGCTCGGGTGCCCCCAGCCCATAGTTGGGGCTTTCCTTGGTTTTCTCCCTCCTTCCCTACGGCTCCGGCTTAAAACTAAGTATAGACCGAAGGGGTCTAGCTAAACTTAGTTTTAAGCCGGAGCCGTAGGGAAGGAGGGAGAAAACCAAGAACGGGCTTGGGGGCCCCTGCCCATAGTTGGGGCTAGGGGCCCCCGACCCCCAACCCCCGACCGCCCTTATTTCCCCTCGATGGCCGGGGCTATATGGCCGCCCTGTCCTGGTTTTTTGGCCCCCTCGTTGGCCGGGGGCGGCCAACGAGCCCCTAGCCCCAAGTCTGGGCGGGGCCGCCTTCGGTCTAGGGGCCCCATTAAAACTAAGTATAGACCGAAGGGGTCTAGCTATACTTAGTTTTAATGGGGCCCCTAGACCGAAGGCGGCCCCGCCCAGACTTGGGGCTAGGGGCTCGTTGGCCGCCCCCGGCCAACGAGGGGGCCAAAAAACAAGGAAAGAAGGAGGCCGCAGAAGGGGTAGAGAAAACCAAGGACAGGCTTCTTCTACGAGCCGGAGGGAAGGAGAGAGAAGAACCCCCTCGATGGAATTTAAGGGCTAGGGCGGGCTACTCTTAATAAGATAAGATAAGAGTTCAGAGCACCGTAGGGAATCGGCGCCCTATAGGGTGCCCCTTTAAGGATAGAATAAGGGCTACGGGGGCGAAGAGAGCCCCCGACCCAGTATAACGAATTAGAATTTGAATAGAATTCGTTATAATGGGTGCTCCTATAAACCGCTCTTCGGCTTTAAAACAAAGGAAAGCCCCAGACCGAAGGGTCTTCTGCCAGAGGTAGGGGGTATCCCTTTCAGTCGCTGGAAGAAAGGCAGCGAAATACAGCTAACCCCTTCTAGGGGCACAGAAGAAAGGGGTTAGCTGTATTTCGCTGCGCCTCTAGAGCCGGGTTTGCCCGGTTTCCTCGTAGGCCGAACCGGCTGATGAGATCCGAGGTAAAACGGGCGGTCGGGGGCCCCAGCCCATACTTGGCAGAAGGCTGGGGTTGGGGGCCCCTGCCCCAAGTTGGGGCAGGGGCCCCCAACCCCAGCCTTCTGCCAAGTATGGGCTGGGGCCCCCCGAGCCTTTCCTTGGTTTTTCCCATTATAATTAACTATAACTTAGTTATAGTTAATTATAAATGGAAAAACCAAGGAAGAGGAAGCGTTTTCCCCAGCCCATTAGAATTAACTATATCTTAATTAGAGTTATAATAGGGAATCTCAGAACCGCTATGAAACAAAGAGAGAGGGAAACCGGTGCGGAGCAACCGGTTGCTCCCCCGAACAACGGCGGTGCTTGCACCCATAGCACTTTAAGGCGGTTTCTAGCAGTTCTGCGAGCGGTTTATAGGATCCTTATAATTTTAGTCTAACTAACATTATAAGGATCCTATAAGGGAAAGGGCATCAGAAAGCCCTTCCTACATTAATAAACTATGTTAATAAATATAGTTTATTAATGTAGGAAGGGCTATTTTAAAGCCGAAGAGCGGCTTTCCTGCTTCCTCGTAGAAGCAAAGAGCAGGGGTTCTTCTCGTAGGCCGGAAGAAGGGCGGTCGGGGGTCGGGGGCCCCTAGCCCCAACTTGGGGCAGGGGCCCCCAAGCCGTCCTTGGTTTTTCCCCTTAAAACTAAGTATAGCTAGACCCCTTCGGTCTATACTTAGTTTTAAGGGGAAAAACCAAGGAAAGCCCCAACTTGGGGCTGGGGCCCCCGAGCCTACGAGAAGAACCCCTGCTCTTTGCTTCTACGAGGAAGCAGGAAAGCCCTATTATTAAATATATCTCGATATATTTAATTTTAATAGGAAAACGGAGCACCGGGATCCTGCTGCTTAAAGGCGGGTCCCCTTTGTTTCATAGCCGAAGAGCAGGCGAGGTGCTCCGTTTTCCTAATATAATAAACAATACTTCAGTATTGTTTATTATATTAGGAAAACGGAGCACCTCGCCTGCTCTTCGGCTATGAAACAAAGGCCGAAGGTTACTTTAGTATTATAACTAATTATATTTAAATATTATTAGTTATAATACGACACTTATAAGTAAGTAAGTAAGTAAGTAAGTAAGCCAGTACGCTTCGCTAAGCCAGTACGCTTCGCTAACCGAAGGGTAGTGGGCCTGTTTTTCTCCCCCCCTATATGGCCTCCTTCTTTCCTTGTTTTTCTCCACCCCTCCGGTTTAAAACTAAGTATAGCTAGACCCCTTCGGTCTATACTTTGGTTTTAGCCGGAGGGACCGGAGGGGTAGAGGAAAACCAAGGACAGGGCGGCCATATAGCCCCTTCGGTTTAAAATTAACTATAACTAGGTTATAGTTAATTTTAATGGGCTAGGAATTTTTACCATTATAAATAAGTATAGACCGAAGGGGTCTAGCTATACTTATTTATAATGGTAAAAATACCGGCCCCTCGCTGGCCGGGGCTATATGGCCGTTCCTTCTGCGGCCTCTCCTATGTTTTCTCCTACCCTCCGGCTTAAACCTAAGTATAGTCAGACTATACTTAGGTTTAAGCCGGAGGGTAGGAGAAAACATAGGAAGAGGGGGCTCGTTGGCCGCCCGCCGAAGGAGGCCAACGAGGGGGTGGGTTCGATGGCCACCCCGGCCATCGAGGGGCCAGCGAACCCTTGTTTTTTTCCCTTTATAAATAATTATAAGGAACTTATAATTATTTATAAAGGGAAAAAACAAGGAAAGCCTTCTGCCTCGTAGGCCGCAGAAGGGCGGTCGGGGGCCCCAGCCCATCCTATGGGCTGGGGCCCCTGAGCCCCTCCTTGGTTTTCCTCTACCCCTCCGGTCCCTCCGGCTAAAAACAAAGTATAGACCGAAGGGGTCTAGCTATACTTAGTTTTAAGGGTAAAAAACAAGGAAGAGCCCGGAGGGAAAGCGGTGCTCTGGACCTTTCAGTCTCGTAGGCTCGGGGGCCCCAGCCCATAGGATGGGCTGGGGCCCCCGACCGCCCTTCTGCGGCCTACGAGGGGAAACGCTTCGCTAAGCCAGTACGCTTCGCTAACCGAAGGGTAGTGGGCCGTCCTTTTTTCCCCCTTTAGAATTAACTATAACTTTGTTATAGTTAATTCTAAAGGGGGAAAAAAGGAAACGCTTCGCTAACCGAAGGGTAGTGGGCCAGTACGCTTCGCTAACCGAAGGGTAGTGGGCCGTCCTCCGCTTTCCCTCCGGTTCTCCACCCCCTCGATGGCCGCAGAAGGGGCGGCCATCGAGCCCCTTCGGTTTAAAATTAACTATAACCAGGTTATAGTTAATTTTAAACCGAAGGGGCTCGATGGCCGCCCCTTCTGCGGCCATCGAGGGGGTGGAGAACCGGAGGGAAAGCGGTTCCCTACGGTGCTCTGAAACGCTTCGCTAACCGAAGGGTAGTGGGCCAGGACGCTTCGCTAAGCCAGTACGCTTCGCTAACCGAAGGGTAGTGGGCCGTCCTTGGTTTTTCGGCCCCCAGCCCCAAGTTGGGGCTGGGGGCCCCCGACCATTAAAATTAACTAGAACCAGGTTATAGTTAATTTTAATGGTCGGGGGCCCCCAGCCCCAACTTGGGGCTGGGGGCCGAAAAACCAAGGAAACGCTTCGCTAAGGAAGTGTTCCTACATTAATTAACTTATAAGTTAATTAATGTAGGAAACAAAGGAAAGGCTAGAAGGAAACCAGCAGAAGACCTTTCAGTGCTCTCCCCAACCCCCTGCTCCGTCTGGCAGCAGCCGCATTCGGTTTTAAGGAGCAGGGGTTCTTGAGCACTGAAAGGTCGTCTGCTGGTTCCCTTCAGGCCGCTTTCAGTCTAGGAGCCACAGAAAGGTCTACTTATAAGCTAGGACCCTTCGGTCCTTAGACTGAAAGGTCTTCTGCTGGTTCCCTTCAGCCCTTTCTTCCGGTAGTTTTCCTATTCTAATTAACTATACCTAAGTATAGTTAATTAGAATAGGAAAACTACCGGAAGAAAGGGTAGGGGCCGTAATACAAGACGAGAAGAAGACTTAACTTACTTATAAGTAACAGCTTTGCAGCAAAAAGCGGCGTCGGTGCCAAAGCAAAGGTAAGAAAATTTTCACTGGATAAGAATGTTTTTGTAGGTATTTACCTAGAAGTAAGAGGAACTCTTAAGTAAGTTAAGTCTCTAAAACAAAAAGCATAGTTTTTATGTAACCTCATAGCGGGAACGGAAAGGCGAAAAAGAAAACTTTTTACTTAAATAGCAACGATTACTTAGATAAAAATGGGTACTAGTACTATAAAAACGCTTAAAAGTAAAAAAGCATAATATTTTAATTATGTTATATAAGTCTAAAAAAATAAAACTTAGATATTCTAAAAACAAAAGAATTCTATTTGTAAACGTTTTCTCTCTACCCTTTTATGGGATTATAACAGAACCTTTTTAGGGTTTTATCAAAACAGTCCTATATAAAACTTTATTAGTTTTATTTGTTCGAAACCAAAAAGCGCTTCTTTTTTTTTTACATTAAACGTTGTCGATACATGAATAAGAAGTAGTTTTATTATTCTTACTTGCTTGCTAGTCTCCTACGTCCTGTCTTTATTTTACCTTATGGAAAACTGTAGAAAGAAGATTTTAGAAGTGCCGGACCCAACTTCGTTGCTTAACGAAGAAGAACCGCCCTTTTTCTTCTTTTTCCCGTAGCAGAAAAGCTGCTTTCTAAATAGGACAGGACTTAGCCGTCTTAATAGTAAGTGGCGAAGGTTTATCTTTTATTAACCCCCCTCCCTCTGGTAACTAAAAGGTTGTAATCAAAACCCGCAAGAACTGCAAGAACCCAGGCAATAAAATGAGGGGGTCGTCCGTCTCATAAGTCTTATATTTAATTATAATAGGAACCGTAAAGGGGGCTGTCCTTGGTTTTTACCATAATAATTAACTATAACTAAGTTATAGTTAATTATTATGGTAAAAACCAACGAAGCAGCCGCCGAAGGAGCCCCTTTTTAGTCTTAAAGGCGGTTCTTGCAGCTTCTTCGCCGGCTTCCCTTAAAGTTGCAAGAACCGCAGAACACTTTAAGGCGGTTTCTTCTGCGTTAAAAGAAGAACAGTCTCCTCCAAGCATCGGTGCTTGGGCGGGAGCAACCTCCTTCGGCGAAACCGGCTCTTACTGCAGCCGCCCGGCTGCAGTAAGAGCCGGTTTCGCCGAAGGAGGTTGCTCCCGCCCAAGCACCGATGCTTGGAGGAGACTGTTCTTCTTTTAACGCAGAAGAAACCGCTCGGTGCGGAGCAACCGGTCGGGGCGGAGCACCCGCCGGGTGCTCCGCCCCGAGCGGTTGCTCCGCACCGACCGGTCTCGCCTTCGAAGGGGAGCCTTTTAAAGGTGCGGAGCAACTTTAAGGCGGTTGCTTTCCTGCCGAAGGAGCTTTCCCTCCGGGCTCTTCCTTGGTTTTTCCCATTAAAAATAAGTTTAGACCCCTTCGGTCTAAACTTATTTTTAATGGGAAAAACCAAGGATAGGCTCGGGGGTTGGGGGCCCCCAGCCCCAACTTGGGGCTGGGGGCCCCCGAGCCCCAGCCCCAAGTATGGGCTTGGGCTCGGGGGCCCCCAGCCCCAAGTTGGGGCTGGGGGCCCCCAACCCCCGACCGCCCTTATGCGGCCTACGAGGGGCAGGCAGCACAAGAAGACCGGTCTTCTGCAGAAGTTTTATTATTAATTAAGTTCTACTAAACTAAATAAGAAAAAGAAAGGTAATCCTCCAGCAGCCCTATACTGAAAGCGTCTCTGCTGCGAAGAACTGCTGACTGAAAGGGCTTTCTGCTTTAAGGCGGCTCCCCTTTGTTTCAAAGGAGCAGGCCCCCCATACCTCACCCACCCCAGAGTTGGGGCTGGGGGCGAGTACCCTCCGTTTTACTATTAGAATTAACTATACTTAGGTATAGTTAATTCTAATAGTAAAACGGAGGGTACTCGCCCATTATAACTAATTATATTTAAATATAATAAGTTATTATGGGGCTCCTTCGGCGGCTGCTTCTTTCCCCTCGCTGGCCGGGGTGGCCATCGAACCCTTGGTTTTTCCCATTATAATTAACTATAACTAAGTTATAGTTAATTATAATGGGAAAAACCAAGGGTTCGATGGCCACCCCGGCCAGCGAGGGGAAAGAAGCAGCCTGCAGAAAGCCTTCTATTACCCTTCGGTCTTAAAAGGGATCCCTTTTCTTCTTAGAAATAAGTTTAGTATAACTAAACTTATTTCTAAGAAGAAAAGGGATCCTTTCCCTACATACGCCCAAGCCCCACCTCTGCAGCAGGAGGAAGACCCTTCGGTCTTGGGACCAAAAACAAAGGAGCAGTTTTTAAGGAGTTTCTTTAAAGCAGAAGAGCCGCCGGTGCGGAGCAACCGGTCTTCTTGGGGTTCGATGGACCCTCGCTGAAGCAGCCGGGGCTCGATGGCCGCTCGGGGCCCCAGCCCCAAGGCTGGGGCCCCCGACCCCTTCTGCGGCCTCTCCTATGTTTTTCCCCTTAAAACTAAGTATAGTCAGACTATACTTAGGTTTAAGGGGAAAAACATAGGAAGAGGGGGTGGCCATCGAACCCAGCAGAAGGGGTGGTCGGGGGTTGGGGGTTGGGGGCCCCAGCCCCAAGTATGGGCTGGGGCCCCCAACCCCCAACCCCCGAGCCATCGAACCCCCCGAGCGGTTGCTTTCCTTGTTTTTTCCTCGGGGGCCCCTAGCCCCAAGTTGGGGCTAGGGGCCCCCGACCATTATAATAAACTATAACTAAGTTATAGTTTATTATAATGGTCGGGGGCCCCTAGCCCCAACTTGGGGCTAGGGGCCCCCGAGGAAAAAACAAGGAAGCACAAGAAGACCGGTTTCTTCTGCTGCTTCGGGAAACTGGCGGCTCTTCTGCTTTAAAGAAACTCCTTAAAAACGGCTCCTTTCCTTATAGGTAGAATTTTAGTTAGACTAAACTTATAAGGGGAAACCGGTCGGTGCGGAGCAACCGCTCGGGGCGGAGCAACCGGCGGGTGGGGCTTCGCACCCCCGAGCGGTTGCTCCGCACCGGCGGTGGCGGATCCCCTATGAAGGCCGGATCCTCTCTTTTTGTTTCATAGCGGAAGAGCACCTATTATATTTAACTAGAACTTAATAAGTTATAGTTAATTAAAAAAGGCTGGCCCCTCCATTTCTAGGGGTTCTTCAGTGGGCCCCTTTACTCTTATGTAAGTTTCCTAATAGGAAGAAGAGCGGCTTTCCTATGTTTTTCCCATTATAATTAACTATAACTAAGTTATAGTTAATTATAATGGGAAAAACATAGGAAAGCCGCTCTTCTTCCTATTAGGAAACTTACATAAGAGTAAAGGGGCCCACTGAAGAACCCCTAGAAATGGAGGGGCCAGCCCTTTCAGTAGGTTTTGTAGTATAATTAAGTATACCAAAGTATACTTAATTATACTACAAAACCTTCGTCGCGGATGCCAGGCTAAAAGGTAGAAAAAAGAAAAAAGAAGAAAGAATAAGAAAAAAGACGGAAGACCTTACTTACTTATAAGTGGAAAACGGAAGAAAGCGAAGAACATGGGTGGGCAAATGCGCTACCTGTAGGTAAAAGAGGGGTAACTTACTTATAAGTAAGCGAAGAACAACCGGCTCACTTTTTTCTTTATACGGTAAAAACGGTAGGGTGCGCAGCTTTACTAATTAGTTAGTATCGCAGCTTCTTCATTATTACTCCCATCGTAAAAAATGAAGACTTATAAATAAACCAGCAAAAGCAGACCCTAATAAGGTACAACCAAACATTAGACTATATTTATTCTATTTTAGTTTATTTTATTTTATTTTAGATGGGATAAAAATGGGTGCTTTTATACAGAGCGCGAAGGCAGTCAAAAACCCGACATCATACGGCGTACGGCAAGAACTGCTGGCTGATTTAAACCTCTTAAGCACTTGAGACCTAAACTAAACTAAACAAGACTATAAAATACAAATAGATAATTAAACAACAAAAGAGTTAAAAATACCTACAGCAAAAACTAATAAAAACCATAAACTTAAACCTGAAAAAACAACACCTTTATTTTCAGTCCAGCCATTAGGTGATGCAAATACTACAGGAACACCTACAACTAAAGCAAATGAAACTAAAATTAAAGCAAGTAAAGATACTTGTAAAATAGATGTCATATTAATATCTATAAATTTTTTTTGATTTTTAAAATAAAATTTTAAACTCATTTAAAACAACATTCTTCTCCTATAAACCGGGAAACCGTTTCTTGGGCTCGGATCTCATAAGCCGCCCTCAGAACTGCGGCTTATGAGACTCGACCCTTTCAGTGGGGGGGGCGGCGTAGCAGCCACCCGGTTCTTGCAACCGGGTGGCTGCTTCGCCGCCCCCCCCCGGGCGGGCATAGAGGAAGCACCCCAAAGAATCCTGCCTTTCATGAAGGGCGGTCGGGGTAAGGGCTTGGAAGGAGGCAGCGATTCGGAGAACTGCTTTCCCCTATTCCTTTGTTTTTCCCATTATAATTAATTATAACTAAGTTATAAATAATTATAATGGGAAAAACATAGCCGGAGGGAAGAAGGGCCGGTTCTTGCTCGATGGCCGCCCCTTCTGCGAAGCAGCCGGGGGTGGTCGGGGGGGCCCCCAGCCCCAAGTTGGGGCTGGGGGCCCCCCCCGAGCCATCGAACCCTTGGTTTTTACCATTATAATTAACTATAACTAAGTTATAGTTAATTATAATGGTAAAAACCAAGGAAAGAAGAGTGGGGCTCTTCCTTGGTTTTCTCCCTCCTACCCTCCGGCTCCGGCTTAAAACTAAGTATAGACCGAAGGGGTCTAGCTATACTTAGTTTTAAGCCGGAGCCGGAGGGTAGGAGGGAGAAAACCAAGGACGGGCCCCTGCCCCAAGTTGGGGCAGGGGCCCCCAACCCCTTTCTTACTTATAAGACCTTTCAGTCAGCAGTTCTACGCAGCAGGGCCGCTTAAAGGCTAGGGGCCCCCGACCAAAAATTTCCCTGGAACCTTTCATTATGAAAGGACGTATGCCGGGCAAGCGCTGCAACTTTGACAAACAAACCGACCGGAGGGAAATGGGCTTTCCCCTCGTATAAGCAGGCTCGATGGCCGGGGTGGCCATCGAACCCACCCCTCTTCCTATGTTTTCCCTCTACCACTTCGTTCCGCCCCTCCGGCTACGGCTCCCCTCCTTCCCTCCGGCTCTTCCGCTCTGCTACCCTTCGGCCGACAGAGCTACCCTTCGGTCCCTCCGGTACGGCTACGGTCGGGGGCCCCCAGCCCCAACTTGGGGCTGGGAACCCCCGAGCTCCGGTTCTCTCCCCTCCCTTCCTTATACCCTCCGGCTCTCCCCTCCTACCCTCCGGCTCTTACGCTTCGCCTCCTACCCTCCGGCTCCGGGACGGCTACGGCTCCGGTCCGGTCCGGCCTTCTACCCTCCGGCTCTCCCCTCCTACCCTCCGGCTCTTACGCTTCGCCTCCTACCCTCCGGCTCCGGGACGGCTTCGGCTCCGGTCCGGTCCGGTCCGGCTCTCCTCTCCCCTCTACCACTTCGTTCCTCCGGCTCCGGTCCGGTCCGGTCCGGCTCTCTCTTTCTGCTACCCTTCGGCTCCTTCCCTCCGGTACGGCTACGGCTCCGGTCCGGCTACGGCTCCGGCTTAAAACTAAGTTTAGACCGAAGGGGTCTAGCTAAACTTAGTTTTAAACCGAAGGGGCTATATGGCCGCCCGCCCCTTCGATGGCCAGGGGGTGGTCGGGGGCCCCAGCCTTGGGGCTGGGGGGCCCCTGCCCCAAGGCAGGGGCCCCCGAGCCCCCGAGCCATCGAACCCCCCGGGCTGCTTCGGGGTGGTCGGGGGTGGAGAAAACATAGGAGAGGCCTGCTTGGAAGAAGGGCGGCCATCGAGCCCCTCGATGGCCACTCCGGCCATCGAGGGGCCATCGAGGGGAAAGCCACAGGCAAACAAACCGAAGGGTACAGGCAAACAAACCGAAGGGTACAGGCAAACAAACCGAAGGGTACAGGCAAACAAACAAACAATAAGACGCTAACTAAAGAATTTAGAAAATAGGGTATTCTTCCTTTTTTAGTTAGTCTCTTAACTGTATTTAGCAAGTGCAAAAAGAAGAACAGATAGAGTTTTGATCTTTTTTATAGTTACTGTAGAATCTAACTAAGTTATACACAAAAAAAGAAAATTTTTAAAATCAAAAAAAGAAAACGTTAACAAGAAAATATAAGTATATGTTCTTAATTTTATCTATATCAATGGTATAGTTAATTCTAATAGGATAACTAAACTTCTGGTCCTTCGAACTGCTGCTTTGCTTTCCCCTCGATGGCCCCTCGATGGCCGGGGTGGCCATCGAACCCGGGGCTCGATGGCCGCCCCTTCTGCGAAGCAGCCGGGGGTGGTCGGGGGGGCCCCCAGCCCCAACTTGGGGCTGGGGGCCCCCGAGCCCCAGCCTTGGGGCCCCCAGCCATCGAACCCTTGTTTTTTACCATTATAATTAACTATAACTAAGTTATAGTTAATTATAATGGTAAAAAACAAGCAGCAGACGGAAGTTTTACCATTATAAATAAGTTTAGTTAGACCGAAGGATCCACCTTCTTTAAGCGGACTTATTTATAATGGTAAAACTTCCTCTTCTTCGGCTTTGTATTCCACTGGCTCCCTTTTCGTAGCAGAAGGCGGGCGTTCCTACTGCTGTTCATCGCAGAACAGCAGGTTTCCTTTCCTTCGGGCAGCGAAGCAGCCGGGCGGGCTCCTTCTTTCCTCCGCTTTCCCCCTCTTCCTTGGTTTTTCCCATTATAATTAACTATAACAAAGTTATAGTTAATTATAATGGGAAAAACCAAGGAAAGGCCGGGGCTCGATGGCCGCCCGCCGGAGGAGGCCATCGAGGGGGTGGCCTACGAACCCCTCCGGCTTTCCTCTGCTTTCCCCTCGTAGAAGCAGGCTCGATGGCCGCTTGGGGGCCCCAGCCCATACTTGGGGCTGGGGCCCCCGAGCGGCCATCGAGCCTGCTTCTACGAGGGGGATAATTTTTACCATTATAAATAAGTTTAGTCAGACCGACCGGACCGGAGCCGGACCGGACCGGAGGGAAGGAGAGCCGGACCGGACCGAAGCCGTAGCCGTAGCCGTACCGGAGCCGGAGCCGTAGGGAAGGAGGGAGGGAGGCGAAGCGTTAGAGCCGGAGGGTAGGAGGGGAGAGCCGGACCGGACCGGAGGGTAGGAGGGAGAGCCGGACCGGACCGGAGCCGTAGCCGTCCCGGAGCCGGAGGGTAGGAGGCGAAGCGTAAGAGCCGGAGGGTAGGAGGGGAGAGCCGGAGGGTAGAAGGAAGAGACCGCCGTAGGGGAGAGGGTAGGAGCCGTAGGGTAGAGCGGAGCGTAAGCCGGAGGGAAAGAGCTGGACTGATTTATAATGGGCTAGATCTTTTTCCCATTATAAATAAGTATAGTCAGACTATACTTATTTATAATGGTAAAAATTCCTCGCCCCTCGTAGGCCGGGGCGGCCTACGAGCCCGGAGGGAAAGAGGAGAACAGAGTAGACCGAAAGGTCTACTTACCGAAGGGTACTGGCCGTAGGGTATTCCCGAAGGGGACTGGCTTACTCTCTTACTTCCTTATAAGTCAGCAGAACCTGCTGTTTCCCATAGGCAAAAATTGCATAGAGCAGGGAAGACCTTTCAGCAAGAACTGCTGTTCTTCGGGGTCCTGCGGTCTGCTGCCGGGAACCAGCTCTTCCCTTCTATAGACCTTCGGTCTTTATTTTGTTTCATAGCGGAAGAGCAGTTTATAGGAGCACCCATTATAACTAATTCCATTCAAATTCTAATTCGTTATAATGGGCTGGGTTCTTCGAGTAGGCTCGGGGGCCCCAGCCCCAAGTTGGGGGCCCCCAGCCTTGGGGCTGGGGGCCCCCGAGCTGGGGCTCGGGGGCCCCCAGCCCCAAGGCTGGGGCCCCCCCGACCGCCCATAAAGACTACGAGGGGGTCCTTCCCTCCGGCTCGTAGAAGAAGCCTGTCCTTGGGTTTTCCCATTCTAAATAAGTTTAGCTAGACCCCTTCGGTCTAAACTTATAAGGGAAAAAACAAGGAAGAGCCCAAGCAGAAGTTCTTCTGCTCCGCTTCCCCTCCGGCGAGGAATTTTTACCATTATAAATAAGTATAGTCTGACTATACTTATTTATAATGGTAAAAATTCCTAGCCCATTATAATTAACTATAACTAAGTTATAGTTAATTATAATGGGAAACCGGAGGGGAAGCGGAGGAAGACCCTTTCAGTAGTTTTTCTTTTAGAATTCACTATACTTAAGTATAGTGAATTCTAATAGGTAAACTTCGGCTCCCTTTGTTTCATAGCGGAAGAGCACCCATTAGAACGAATTTTTAAATTTTGAATAGAATTCGTTCTAATGGGTGCTCTTCCGCTATGAAACAAAGGAAAGCCCCTTTCAGTGGACTGAAAGGGGTTCTTCTGCGAAACCGGCTGCTTCGCCGGTTTCCTGCTGCCCTTCGGTTCTTGCACCAGAGACTGAAAGGGGTTAGCTGGTACACCGACAAGGCAGGGGGGTCTTCGAGTAGGCTCGGGGGGGCCCCAGCCCATACTTGGGGCTGGGGGCCCCCGAGCCCCAGCCCCAAGTATGGGCTGGGGCTCGGGGGCCCCCATCCCCAAGTATGGGCTGGGGCCCCCCCGACCGCCCATAAAGCCGTTCGAGGGGCCCACTTTTCTATAACGACCGCCCTTCAGGAAAGGCAGGATTCGTTCTTATTTGTTTGTTAAGAGTAGGCCTGCTGAAACCGGTTGAAACACCCTTCTTCCTCGACATGGCAGTTCTCTTTGGGGTTCTTATCGCTGCGCCTTTAAAAGGAGCCCTTCTTCCAAAAATGCCGTTTGAGGGGGCTACTTTAAAGCAGGAGGCTCGTACTAGCCATAGCCCTTAAAGGGGCACCCTCGAGGCAGCAGGGCCCACTCTTATATAACGGCCTTAAGTGGGCCCTTCTGCCATAAATTCCCTCGGGGGGTTCTTTGTGCTCTTCCTTGGGTTTTACCATTATAATTAACTATAACTAAGTTATAGTTAATTATAATGGTAAAAAACAAGGAAAGGCTCGGGGGGGCCCCAGCCCATACTTGGGGCTGGGGGCCCACAACCCCCGACCGCCCTTCTTTCCCCTCGATGGCCACCCCCTGGCCATCGAGCCCCTTCGATGGCCACCCCGGCTGCTTCAGCGAGGGGTCGGGGGCCCCAGCCCATACTTGGGGCTGGGGTCGGGGGCCCCTAGCCCATACTTGGGGCAGGGGTCGGGGGCCCCTAGCCTTGGGGCAGGGGCCCGTCCTTGGTTTTTCCCCTTAAACCTAAGTATAGTCAGACTATACTTAGTTTTAAGGGGAAAAACCAAGGAAAAGCCCGTTCTTGGTTTTTCCCCTTAAAACTAAGTATAGCTAGACCCCTTCGGTCTATACTTAGTTTTAAGCCGGAGCCGGAGGGAACGAAGTGGTAGAGGGGAGAAAGGAAGAGCCATCGAGGGGAAAGCCTATAACTAATTATATTTAAATATAATTAGTTATAATAGGGAAAATGGGCTCCTCTTCTGCTACGGCTCCTTTTAAAGGCTCTTCTGCTTTTAAAGGAGGGCTCCTTTTTAAGGGAAACCGCGTCTTGCAACCCTCTTCCGCTATGAAACATCGGGAAACCGGTTCTTAAAGTCGGAGCAACCGTTTGCAAGAACCGCCTTTAAGAACTTTAAGGCGGCAAGAACCCCTTTCTTATTATAAATAAGTTTAGTATAACTAAACTTAATAGGAAAAGGTGCGGACACCCTTTTTTCTTAGCGGAAGAGGAGATCCCGAATCTAATAAACTATAACTTATTAAGTTATAGTTTATTAAAATAGGCTGGCCCCTCCATTTCTAGGGGCAACCCTTTACTCTTATGTAAGTTTTATAGCAGTTCTTAAGTTGATAAGAGCGGCTTTCCCTACCCTACGGCTCTCTCTTAGGTAAGTTTTTCCCATTAAAACTAAGTTTAGCTAGACCCCTTCGGTCTAAACTTAGTTTTAATGGGAAAACTTACCTAAGAGAGAGCCGTAGGGTAGGGAAAGCCCTATTCTAATTAACTATAACTAAGTTATAGTTTATTATTAGGCCCCTATAGGCAGCAGCCGAGAGCAGTTCTCTCCCTCTTTCCCCTTCGGTAAGGGTCTTCCTGCAGTTCTTGAGCCCCTAGACTGAAAGGCGGGTTCGTTCTGCTGCGAAACCGGTTCTTAAAGGCGGTTCTTGCAACCTGTTGCAAGAACCGCCTTTAAGAACTTTAAGGCGGCAAGAACCCCAGACAAGGCAGGGGCTCAAGAATTGCGCCGTAGGAGCCCGGGGTTCTTGCGGTTTCCCTCGACATGGCAGTTCTTGAGGGGGCAAGAACTGCTCCTTTTAAAGGCGAGAGTCCTGCTCTTTGCCGAAGGAAAAAATAAAGGCATGGGTTCCCCTTAGTATTTTAGTTCTAAAGGGTGCTCCACGGGATACCGCGACCTAGCCTCTGGGGGCCCCTTCGGTCAGCTGGGGCAGCAAGAACTGCGCCCCTTTAAATGCTTTCCCTACCCTACGGCTCTCTCTTAGGTAAGTTTTTCCTCGGGGGCCCCCAGCCCCAAGTTGGGGCTGGGGGCCCCCGACCCTTAACCTAAGTTTAGCTAGACCCCTTCGGTCTAAACTTATTTTTAAGCCGGAGCTCTTCCTTGGTTTTTCCCCTTAAACCTAAGTATAGTCTGACTATACTTAGGTTTAAGGGGAAAAACCAAGGAAGGGCTTGGGGGCCCCTGCCCCAAGGCTAGGGGCCCCCGACCCCCAGCCCCAAGTTGGGGCTGGGGGCCCCCGACCGGAGCCGTAGGGTAGGAGGGAGGGGAAAAACATAGAGAGAGCCGTAGGGTAGGGAAAGCATTTAAAGGCGCGCACCAGAGACCGAAGGGGAGAGAACCCCCAGACAAGGCAGGGGCTCAAGAACTGCGCGCCTTTAAATGGAGACGAAAAGGGAGCCCTTTAAAGGGTTCTTGCGGTTTCCCTCGACATGGCAGTTATTGAGGCAGCAGTTCTTACTCTGGGGGTTTCTAGTCCACTGCCTGCTCTATGCCAGGAAAAAAAGGAGGTCGAAGGGTACTAGAAGGTCCAGCCCATTAGAATTCACTATAACTTAGTTAGAGTTCTTATAAGAAAACTTCCGTCCTTTTCCCATTATAATTAACTATAACTAAGTTATAGTTAATTATGTCCAAGCACCGCTTTCCCTCCGGGCTCGTAGGCCGCCCTTCTGCGGCTCGGGGGCCCCAGCCCCAAGTATGGGCTGGGGCCCCCGACCTACGAGGGGCGAGTTATTTTTACCATTATAAATAAGTATAGTCAGACTATACTTATTTATAATGGTAAAAATTCCTAGCCCATTATAAATAAGTTTAGTTAGACTAAACTTATTTATAATGGGAAACCCCAAGGGTTCGTAGGCCCCCTATATGGCTCGGGAGCCCCAGCCCCAAGTATGGGCTGGGGCTCGGGGGCCCCCAGCCCATAGTATGGGCTGGGGGCCCCCCGACCTCCTTCTTTCCTTGTTTTTCTCCGCCCCCTCGATGGCCGCAGAAGGGGCGGCCATCGAGCCCCTCCGGTTTTAAACTAAGTATAGCTAGACCCCTTCGGTCTATACTTAGGTTTAAGCCGGACCGGACCGAAGGGTAGCCGGAGCCGTAGGGAACGAAGTGGTAGAGGGAAGGGAGCCGGAGGGGTAGAGGAAAACAAGGACAGGGCGGGTTCGATGGCCCCCTCCCCCCCCCCGGCCATATAGGGGCCATCGAGCCCGCCGAAGGAGGACTCCTTCTTTCCTTGTTTTTCTCCACCCCCTCGATTGGCCTCCTTCTTTCCTTGTTTTTTCCCTTAAACCTAAGTATAGTCATACTATACTTAGGTTTAAGGGAAAAAACAAGGACAGGGCGGCCATATAGCCCCTCCGGTTTAAAACTAAGTATAGCTAGACCCCTTCGGTCTATACTTAGGTTAAAGGGGGCCCCTAGCCCCAACTTGGGGCTAGGGGCCCCCGAGAAAAAACAAGGACAGGGCGGCCATCGAGCCTGCTTCTACGAGGGTTAGGGAAAACCCAAGGAAAGCCAGAGCAAGAACTGCTGCGAGGGTTCCCATAGCACCGGCCCCTTAGAATTTTCGTTAGACTAAAATTCTAAGGGGCCGGTGCTATGGGTTCTTGCCTTTAAGCTGCAGGAACGCCTTTCAGCTGTTCTTTTTAAGCCGGCTCGGGGGCCCCAGCCCCAAGGCTGGGGCCCCCGACCCCTCTTCCTATGTTTTTCCCCCCTCGTTGGCCTCCTTCGGGTTCGATGGCCACCCCGGCCATATAGGGGCGGTCGGGGGCCCCAGCCTTGGGGCTGGGGCCCCCGACCCCTTCCTTCTACCCTCCGGCTCTCCCCTCTACCACTTCGTTCCCTACGGCTTCGGTAAGGTCCGGCTTGGAAAGATCCTTTTTAATGAACTATAACTTTGTTATAGTTCATTAAAAAGGATCTTTCCCCTCGTAGGACGCAGAAGGGCGGCCTACGAGCCCAAGGAAGAGCCCCTTAAACCTAAGTTTAATCTGACTAAACTTAGTTTTAAAGGGGCTCGATGGCCGCCCCCTCGTTGGCCTCCTTCTTTCCTTGTTTTTTCGGCCCCTAGCCCCAAGTTGGGGCTAGGGGCCCCCAACCCTTAAACCTAAGTCTAGTCTGACTATACTTAGTTTTAATGGTTGGGGGCCCCTAGCCCCAACTTGGGGCTAGGGGCCGAAAAAACAAGGACAGGGCGGCCAACGATCCCCCCGACCCTTCCTTCCCTCTACCCCTCCGGTCCCTACGGCTCCGGCTCTCCCTCCCCTCCTCTCCCTTCCCTCTACCACTTCGTTCCCTACGGCTCCGGCTACCCTCCGGTCCGGTCCGGGTAGACCACTTCGTTCCCTACGGCTACGGCTTCGGCTACCCTCCGGTCCGGCTATGTTTTCTCCACCCCCGGCCTCCTTCGGCGGGCGGCCATCGAGCCCCTTCGGTTTATAATTAACGATAACATTGTTATAGTTAATTATAAGCCGGAGCCGGAGCCGTAGGGACCGAAGGGTAGCAGAACGTAAGAGCCGGAGCCGTAGGGAAGGAGGGTAGGAGAAAACATAGAGAGAGCCGTAGGGTAGGGGTGGAGAAAACATAGCCGGACCGGAGGGTAGCCGGAGCCGTAGCCGTAGGGACTCGGGGGCTCGGGGGCCCCCAGCCCATAGTTGGGGCAGGGGCCCCCAACCCCCGAGCCCCAGCCCATAGTATGGGCTGGGGTTGGGGGCCCCTGCCCCAACTATGGGCAGGGGCCCCCGAGCCCCCGACCGAAGGGTAGCAGAGCGTAAGAGCCGTAGCCGTATCCGTAGGGACCGAAGGGTAGCAGAGCGTAAGAGCCGGAGCTCGGGGGCCCCCAGCCCCAAGGCTGGGGGCCCCCGACCGGAGCCGGAGGGAAAGAGGGGAGGGGAAGGAAGGGCCGGGGTTATATGGCCGCCCCCGGCCATCGAGGGGGTGGCCTTCGAACCCGAAGGAGTTCTTGCAACTTTAAGGCGTTCCTGCAGCTTGAAGGTGTTCTTCGGAGCAACCGGTTCTTCTTTCCTTGGTTTTTCCCATTCTAATTAACTATAACTAAGTTATAGTTAATTAGAATGGGAAAAACCAAGGAAAGAAGAACCGGTTGCTCGCCGATGCTTTGAGCCCCTTCTGCAAGCAGCAGAAGAGAACACCTTAAAGCTGCAGGAACGCCTTAAAGGGAAACTGCAAGAACCGCCTTTAAGAACCGGTTTCCCTCTCTCTTATGTAAGTTTCATAGCCGAAGAGCGTTTTCTCTATTAGAATTAACTATAACTTAATTATAGTTAATTCTAATAGAGAAAGGGGGTTCTTGCCGGCTTCCCTTTAAGAACCGGTTTCGCATAAAGCCCTAGCTCCCTAACAAGTTTCGTAATAAATCTATAAATATTTTTAATTAATATACGAAACCTACATAGTACTCTAGCTTTCCTTTGTTTCATAGCCGAAGAGCAGGACAAAGGGGCAAGAACCCCCTTTTAAGAAGCAAGGGTGCCCCTTTAAGGATATAAGAAAGAAGGCCGTTATATAATAGTCCTCGAAGCATTTAAGGTAGAAGGGCTTCTGCGTTATAGAAGAGTTCCAAGAAGAACACCGGGCTTCTTAAAGGCGGTGCTTGGGGTTCGATGGCCACCCCTTCTGCTGGCCATCGAAGGGGCTCTTCCTTGGGCTCGTAGGCCGCCCTTCTGCGGTCGGGGGGGGCCCAGCCCATACTATGGGCTGGGGGCCCCCGAGCCCCAGCCCATACTATGGGCTGGGGTTGGGGGCTCGGGGGCCCCTAGCCCCAAGTTGGGGCTAGGGGCCCCCAACCCCTGCCCATACTATGGGCTGGGGGCCCCCGAGCCCCAGCCCATACTATGGGCTGGGGCTCGGGGGCCCCCAGCCCATAGTATGGGCTGGGGGCCCCCCAACCCCCGAGCCTTTATAGAAGAGTGGGCCCCCTGAGGATTTCTGCTGGTTCCCTCTTCTTTAAGCTATGAAACAAAGGAAAGCTAAAGTCCTTTGTTTCCTATACTAATTAACTTATATGTTAATTAGTATAGGAAACAAAGGAAATTGCTAAAACTAAAAAACATATAATGTTAATTTTTAATATTTTCTGTATATCCATATATTGGAACCTTTTTAAGGTAAACAATTAAAACAGTCCTATTAAAAATTCTTTTAAAGAAACTTATATAGGTATAATTAAAATAACATTTTTATAATACAAACCTTTTTGTTACCTTATTTAGTATTTCTTGTTTAAAAGTATATAAATTCGTCGGTTTTTAAGTTTCGTATTATAATTAACTTATTATTAGTTAATTATAATACAAAACTTAAAAGAGAGCCTTTGTTTCGTATGATAATTCTCTATAATTATTTATAGATTAAGTGTAATACTAAACAAAGGAGTTCCTTTGTTTCCTCTACTAATTAACTATATTAATAAATTAATTAGTAGAGGAAACAATGGTAAACCGGTCTACTGCTTTGTTTCATAGCCGAAGAGCAGGCCCCTTTCTTCCGGTAGTTTTCCTAATATAATAAACTGAGGTTTATTATATTAGGAAAACTACCGGAAGAAAGGGGCCTGCTCTTCGGCTATGAAACAAAGGGCTAGAATTTTTAAAGCCGGCTGCTTCGAAGGAGAGCAACCTTATAATTTTAGTCTAACTAAACTTATAAGGTTGCTCTGCTCTGCTCCTAAGAAAGATCGAGCAGCAGTTCTCTAGCTAGACCGGTTTTCTTCTTAAAGGCGGTTCTTGCAGCAGAAGGGGCTGCTTCGCTGCCCCCCCCCCCCCCTGCTCCTCTCGAACACCGGTTTTCTTCTTAAAGGCGGTTCTTGCAGTAGAAGGGGCTGCTTCGCTGCCCCCTGCTCCTCTCGAACACCGGTTTCCCTCTAGGAGACTCCTTTGTTTCCTACATTAATAAACTTATAAGTAAGTTTATTAATGTAGAAAACGAAGGAGCTGGGTGGTTCTCCAAGCACCGGCTGTTCTTCTGAGGCAGAAGAACCGCTCGGTGCGGAGCAACCAGTCGGGGGTTCGATGGCTCGGGGGGCCCCAGCCCATACTTGGGGCTGGGGCCCCCGAGCCCCAGCCCCAAGTATGGGCTGGGGTTGGGGGCCCCTGCCCCAACTATGGGCAGGGGCCCCCGAGCCCCCGACCACCCCCGGCCGCAGAAGGGGTGGCCATCGAACCCTGTCCTTGTTTTTTCCCCTTAAACCTAAGTATAGCTAGACCCCTTCGGTCTATACTTAGTTTTAAGGGGAAAAAACAAGGAAAGAAGGAGGCCTCCTTCTTTCCTTGTTTTTTCGGCCCCTAGCCCCAAGTCTGGGCGGGGCCGCCTTCGGTCTAGGGGCCCCATTAAAACTAAGTATAGCTAGACCCCTTCGGTCTATACTTAGTTTTAATGGGGCCCCTAGACCGAAGGCGGCCCCGCCCAGACTTGGGGCTAGGGGCCGAAAAAACAAGGACAGGGCGGCCATCGAGCCCCTTCTTCTGGGTTCGATGGCCACCCCCTCGATGGCCGGTGGCGGCCATCGAGCCCCGGCTGCTTCAGCGAGGGGTCGGGGGCTCGGGGGCCCCTGCCCATAGTTGGGGCAGGGGCCCCCAACCCCAGCCCATACTTGGGGCTGGGGCTCGGGGGCCCCAGCCCCAAGTATGGGCTGGGGCCCCCCCGAGCCATCGAACCCCCGAGCGTTTGCTTTCCTTTTCCCATTATAATTAACTATAACTAAGTTATAGTTAATTATAATGGGAAAAGGAAAGCAAGAAGACCGGTTACTTAAGTATTATAACAAATTATATTTAAATATAATTTGTTATAATACTTAAGTAACCTTCGGTCTTCTTGCAATAACTGCTCCTTTGTTTCGTATCATACTTAATATATCTTATTTTCAATTAATATACGAAACAAAGGGAAATCGTATTTCTGCTTTGTTTCATAGCCGAAGAGCAGTACAAAGGGGTCTTCTGCTGGTTCCCTTCGTCCCCCCACTGCTCCGTCTCTGTGCGAGGGTGCTCCGGCGGTTCTTGAAGAACACCCTTTCCTATTATAATTAACTATACTTAGGTTAATTATAATAGGAAAGGGTGTTCTTCAAGAACCGCCGGAGCACCCTCGCCCCTTCTAGAAAACCCCCTTCGGTCTGGAGACTCCTTTGTTTCATAGGGAAACCGCTGCTTGCAGACCCCGCCCCAGGGCACCCCCTCGTAGGCTTTACCGAAGGGAAAGAGAGAAGGGCGGCTTCTGCTTTCCTTGGTTTTTCCCTTCCCCTCTTTCCTTCCCTCCGGCTCGTAGGCCGGAGCTCGAGGGCCGCCCTGTCCTTGTTTTTCCTCTCTCTTTCTGCTACCCTTCGGCTCCCCTACGGCTCCCCTCTTTCCCTCCGGTCCCTACGGCTCCGGTTCCTTTCCTCCGGTCGGGGGTTGGGGGCCCCCAGCCCATACTTGGGGCTGGGGGCCCCCGAGCCCCAGCCCATACTTGGGGCTGGGGCCCCCGAGTCCGGTCCGGCTTAAACCTAAGTATAGACCCCTTCGGTCTATACTTAGGTTTTAGGGGTTGGGGGCCCCTAGCCCCAACTTGGGGCTAGGGGCCAAAAAACAAGGACAGGGCGGCCATCGAGCCTGCTTCTACGAGGCAGAAGGAAGAGAATTTTTACCATTATAAAAATATAAGTCCGCTTAAAGAAGGAGGCTTTCCTATGTTTTTCAAGAAACTCCTATGTTTTTCCCATTATAATTAACTATAACTAAGTTATAGTTAATTATAATGGGAAAAACATAGCAGCAGTCCTGCTTCCTCGTAGAAGAAGCCGCAGAAGGGCGGTCGGGGTTTGGGGGCCCCCAGCCCATACTATGGGCTGGGGCCCCCGAGCCTTTCCTTGGTTTTTCCCATTATAATTAACTATAACTTATTAGGTTATAGTTAATTATAATGGGAAAAACCAAGGAATAGCAGTCCTTGGTTTTTCCCATTATAATTATATTTAAATATAATTATTTTTGGGGCTCGTAGGCCGCCCTTCTGACTCGATGGCCTCCTTCTTTCCTTGTTTTTTGGCCCCTAGCCCCAAGTTGGGGCTAGGGGCCCCCAACCCCTTAAACCTAAGTATAGACCGAAGGGGTCTAGCTATACTTAGTTTTAAACCGGAGGGGCTATATGGCCGCCCCTTCTGCGGCCATCGAGGGGGTGGAAAAAAACAAGGACAGGGCGGCCATCGAGCCCCCGGCCTACGAGGGGGCTCTTCCCCTCTTCCTATGTTTTTCCTCTACCACTTCGTTCCCTCCGGCTCTTTCCCTCCGGTCCCTACGGCTCCGGCTTAAAAATAAGTTTAGACCGAAGGGGTCTAGCTAAACTTAGTTTTAAACCGAAGGGGCTCGTAGGCCGCCCCCGGCCTACGAGGGGGCTCTTCCTTCGATGGCCACCCCGGCCATCGAGGGGAAAGATCCATTTAAATGAACTATAACTTAGTAGGTTATAGTTCATTTAAATGGATCTTTCCCCTCGATGGCCGGGGTGGCCATCGAAGGAGAGGCTCGGGGGCCCCAAGGCTGGGGCTCGGGGGCCCCCAGCCCATAGTATGGGCTGGGGGCCCCCCCCCGACCGCCCCCTCGTTGGCCGGGGTCGGCCAACGAGCCCCCGGCCTCTCCTATGTTTTCCTCTTACGCTTCGCTCCCTCCGGCTTAAAACTAAGTTTAGACCGAAGGGGTCTAGCTAAACTTAGTTTTAAGCCGGAGGGAGCGAAGCGTAAGAGGAAAACATAGAGAGAGCCGTAGGGTAGGGGTGGAGAAAACATAGCCGGACCTTACCGAACCGGAGGGTAGCCGGAGCCGGAGCCGTAGCCGTACCGGAGCTCGGGGGCCCCCAGCCCCAAGTATGGGCTGGGGGCCCCGACCGGAGCCGGAGGGAACGAAGTGGTCTACCCGGACCGGACCGTAGGGAAGCCGGAGCCGTAGGGAACGAAGTGGTAGAGGGAAGGCCGGACCGGAGGGAAGCCGGAGGGTAGAAGGCCGGACCGAAGGGTAGCCGGAGGGTAGAAGGAAGGAAGGGAGGGGAGCCGAAGGGTAGCAGAGCGTAAGAGCCGGAGGGACGGAGCCGGAGCCGTAGGGAACGAAGTGGTAGAGGGGAGGGAAGGGAGAGCCGTAGCCGTAGCCGTAGGGGAGGAGGGAGGAAGGGCCGGGGCTCGATGGCCGCCCCTTCTGCGGCCCTTCTCTCCTACCCTCCGGTCCGGCTATGTTTTTCGGCCCCTAGCCCCAAGTTGGGGCTAGGGGCCCCCAACCCTTAAAACTAAGTATAGCTAGACCCCTTCGGTCTATACTTAGGTTTAAGGGAAAAAACATAGGAAGAGGGGGTGGCCACCCTTGGTTTTTCCCATTAAAATTAACTATAACTAAGTTATAGTTAATTTTAATGGGAAAAACCAAGCCTGAGCCGGAGGGGCGGAGGAAGGGGCCCTCTTCCTATGTTTTCCTCTAACGCTTCGCTCCCTCCGGCTTATAATTAACTATAACAAAGTTATAGTTAATTATAATGGGAAAAACATAGCCGGACCGGAGGGTAGGAGAGAAGGGCCGGGGCTCGATGGCCGCCCCTTCTGCGAAGCAGCCGGGGGTGGCCATCGAACCCGCCCTCTCTGTAGGTTTTTCCTATTTAAACGGATTATATTTGAATATAATCCGTTTAAATAGGAAACCGGAGGGGTGCGTAGGCCACCCCCTCTTCCTATGTTTTTCCCCTTAAACCTAAGTATAGACCGAAGGGGTCTAGCTATACTTAGGTTTAAGGGGAAAAACATAGGAAGAGGGGGTGGCCTACGAACCCTTGGTTTTTCCCATTATAAATAAGTTTAGACCGAAGGGGTCTAGCTAAACTTATTTATAATGGGAAACCGGAGGGAAAGCGGTGCTCTGGACCTTTCAGTCTCGTAGGCCGCCCCCTCTTCCTATGTTTTTCCCCTTAAACCTAAGTATAGACCGAAGGGGTCTAGCTATACTTAGTTTTAAGGGTTGGGGGCCCCTAGCCCCAACTTGGGGCTAGGGGCCGAAAAACATAGCCGGACCGGAGGGTAGGAGAGAAGGGCCGCAGAAGGGGCGGCCATCGAGCCTGCTTCTACGAGGGGAAAGGCTCGGGGGCCCCAGCCCCAAGTATGGGCTGGGGCCCCCGACCGCCCCTTTAAGCCTACGAGGGGCAGAACTGCTGCTTGGTTTTTCCCATTATAAATAAGTTTAGTTAGACCGACCGGAGGGAAAGGAGACTGGACTTATTTATAATGGGAAAAACCAAGGAAGGTAAAAAACAAGGAAAGCAGCGGCGATTCTTCTGCGGCAGCCACCAAGCATCGGCGGGCTTATTTATATTTATAATGGTAAAAATTCCTTTCCCTCCTTGGTTTTTCCCATTATAATTAACTATAACCTAATAAGTTATAGTTAATTATAATGGGAAAAACCAAGGAAGGGTTCGATGGCCACCCCCTCGATGGCAGGGGGTGGCCATCGAACCCTTCCTTCTACCCTCCGGCTCTCCCTCCCCTCCCTTCCTTCCCTCTACCACTTCGTTCCCTACGGCTCCGGCTACCCTCCGGTCCGGCTCCTCTACCACTTCGTCTCCTTCCCTCCGGTTCGGTCCGGTCCGTCTCTTACGCTCTGCTACCCTTCGGCTCCCCTCCCTTCCTTCCTTCTACCCTCCGGCTACCCTTCGGTCCGGCCTTCTACCCTCCGGCTTCCCTCCGGTCCGGCCTTCCCTCTACCACTTCGTTCCCTACGGCTCCGGCTACCCTACGGTCCGGTCCGGGTAGACCACTTCGTTCCCTCCGGCTCCGGTCGGGGCCCCCAGCCCATACTTGGGGCTGGAGGCCCCCGAGCTCCGGTACGGCTACGGCTACGGCTTCGGTTCGGTCCGGCTTGGGTTTTCCCCTTAAAACTAAGTATAGCTAGACCCCTTCGGTCTATACTTAGGTTTAAGGGGAAAACCCAAGGAAGAGCAAGAACCGGTCGGGGGTTGGGGGCCCCCAGCCCATACTTGGGGCTGGGGGCCCCCGAGCCCCAGCCCCAACTATGGGCTGGGGCCCCGAGCCCTTCCTTCTACCCTCCGGCTCTCCCCTCCCCTACGGCTCCTACCCTCCGGTTCTCTCCTTCCCTCCGGTCCGGCTCCGGCTCTACCAATTCGTTCCCTACGGCTACGGCTTCGGTAAGGTCCGGCTATGGTTTTCCCATTATAAATAAGTTTAGACCGAAGGGGTCTAGCTAAACTTATTTTAAAGCCGGAGCCGTAGGGACCGGAGGGGAAGAGCCGGAGGGAACGAAGTGGTAGAGGGAAAACATAGGAAGAGGGGAAAGAACGGATTATATTTGAATATAATACGTTCTAATGGGAAAAACATAGGAAAGCCGGCTGTAAGAACTGCTGCGAAGGAGGTTTCCCCATTATAACGAATTCTAATTTATAAGAATATAATTAGTTATAATGGGTGCTCCTATAAACAGCTCTCAGAACTTCTATAAACAGGTCCCCTCTTCCGCTATGAAACAAAGGAAAGAATTCCTCCTGCTGTTCTTCGGGCCTCTGGCAGAAGAAACAGCTTTAAGGAGGAAGAACCTTCTCGGGGAACCAGGAAAGACTGAAAGGTCTCTATACCCTTTCAGTAGAACTGCTGTTCTTCAGGGAAGAAGCACCCCTCTTCTGCTATAAAACTTACATAAGAAAGAGTGGAGCGGCTGCTACGCCGAAGAACCCCTTCTATGTTTAGTCTAACTAAACATAGAAGGGGTTCTTCGGCGTAGCCGCCGCTCCTTTTAAAGATCGAGCAGCAGTTCTTGCAGGGCTCCATAAATTGCTTACTTACTTACTTACTTACTTACTTACTTATAAGTACTATATTAATTAATATAGTTCTTATAAGTAAGTAAGTAAGTAAGTAAGTAAGTAAGCAATTTATGGTTTGGAGCACCTATTCTAATAAACTATAACTTAGTTATAGTTTATTAGAATAGGTGCTCCAAACAAAAAGTGAAAATGCCACTGAAAGGTCCTCCTGCACCCATTAGAATTAACTATAACTAAGTTATAGTTAATTCTAATGGGTGCTCCAAAAAAGGAAGAAAGGTCTTCTGCTGCTTCGGGCCTCTGGCAGAAAACCCTTCGGTCTGGGGACAAAGGACTGAAAGGACTGAAAGGACTGGAAGGCTGCTACGCTGCCAGTTCAGTCCTTTCAGTCCTTTCAGTCCTTTCAGTCCTTTCAGTCCTTTGTCCCCAGACCGACGGGTCTTCTGCCAGAGGATGGGCCCCTGAAAGTTCCCAGCCAGCTCTTACTTACCGAAGGGTACTGGCTTACTTCCCTAAGGGTCTTCCCGAAGGGTCTTCCCGAAGGGTCTTCCCGAAGGGTCTTCCCGAAGGGTAGTCCCGAAGGGTCTTCTGCTGGCTTCCCGAAGGGTCTTCTGCTGGCTTACTCTCTTACTCTCTTACTCTCTTACTCTCTTACTCTCTTACTCTCTTACTTATAAGTGTACTGAAAGGTCTTCCTCCTGCTGTAGGAAACAAGGCATCTAACCCTTCTCCTCTTTGTTTCCGCGTCTTTAAAATCTTTTATTTATAAGTAACCGCTTCTACTCTCCATCATCTGCTTCGTTCTTATAATTAATTTCTTTTTTGGGCCGAGCCGGATTCGAACCAGCGTAGGCTTAGCCAGCGGATTTACAATCCACCCCCATTAACCACTCGGGCATCGACCCTATTATTTATATAAATATATAATATCGTTATTTTAAAATAAAATCAATTTCTAAAAAAGAGAAAGGTTTTAAAATATAATACATGATCTATTTTGGTACCTCGCTTAAAAAATAACCTCTTTTTTAGAGTTGCCTTTGGTTAAACGTAATTCAACCAAAGGCAACTCTTTTTTGGTATTTCTGCTTTGGTTATGCTGCTTTGGGTTTTTTGCTTTGGCTGTCTTACGAGGTCTTACTTACTTATAAGTAAGCGGAAAATATGTTCTACTTAGAAGTTAAGTAATTATTTCTAAGCCCTTTTGTCTGTCCCCCCCCCCTCAGCTCTTTCTTCTCTTTCTTCCCTTTTGCTACCTTTTTTCTTCCTTTTTCTTTTTTCTTCCTTAACGGGGGCTGCTACGCTGAGGGTACTGAAAGTTTTTCCTCTTTATAGGCTTAGTGCCCCTAAAACAAGCGGCTCGGCATCCTGCAGCGGGGTGCTGAGGTTTCGTATTATAATTAAGTTTACTTATAAGTATAAGACGAAACTCAAACGGCCAAACGGTAAACCGGTGCGGAGCAACCGGTTGCTCGCCGATGCTTGGAGTCCCTTCTGCGGAGAACATTTTAAGGAGGCTCCCCTCAGCAACCGGTTGCTGTGCACCGGCAGCGTAGCATACTTATTAACTTACTTCCCGAAGGGTATTCCCGAAGGGTACTGGCTTACTTATTTACTTCTTCGCAGAAGAAGGGTCCATGCTTCCCCCTCGTAGGTCGGGGGGCCCCCAGCCCATACTTGGGGCTGGGGGCCCCCGAGCCCCAGCCCCAACTTGGGGCTGGGGCTCGGGGGCCCCCAGCCCCAAGTATGGGCTGGGGGCCCCCAACCCCCGAGCCGCAGAAGGGCGGCCTACGAGCCCGAAGGGTCTTCCCGAAGGGTACATGCTTCACGAAGGGTACATGCTTCCCCCTCGTAGGCCGCAGAAGGGCGGCCTACGAGCCCGAAGGGTCCATGCTTCCCCCTCGTAGGTCGGGGGGCCCCCAGCCCCAACTTGGGGCTGGGGGCCCCCGAGCCCCAGCCCCAAGTTGGGGCTGGGGGCCCCCCCGAGCCGCAGAAGGGCGGCCTACGAGCCCGAAGGGTCCATGCTTCCCGAATTCCGGAAGGGTCCATGCTTCCCGAATTCCCGAAGGGTCTTCTGCTGGCTTACCGAAGGGTACTGGCTTACTTACTGGCTTACTGGCTAACCGAAGGGTATTCCGAAGGGGCGGGGGCTCGTTGGCCGCCCCCGGCCAACGAGGGGGCGTCCCGAAGGGTACTGGCTGCTGCGAAGGGGCTACGGCGGGGGGGCCCGAAGGGTATTCCCGAAGGGGCCGAAGAGGAATGGCTTCCCGAAGGGTACTGGCTTACTTACTGGCTTACTGGATTACTTACTCTCTTACTCTCTTACTCTCTTACTCTCTTACTCTCTTACTCTCTTACTCTCTTACTTACATACTTACTTACTTAGCGAAGCGTACTGGCTTACTTACTTATAAGAGATATAGGAAGGTTCTTATTTGTTTGTTTGCTTATAGTATGCCTGGTTCGCCAAAAGAATAACTGCGCAATAATCGGTGCTTACAGCAGTAAGAACTGCTCTATGCACTCTTCCTGCAGGCCTTGCTACAAGCAAGCGTTCGAAGGGAGACCGGTAGCCCGGGAATGCAATGCTCTTATTAATAAGCCTGCGGTTCTAAGCAGGGCTCGTTATAGCCTGATGAGACTCGACCCTTTCAGTGGGGCAGAAGAACCATAAAAGAGCAGACATTCCTACTTATACTTACTTATAAGTAAGAAATATGGACCGCTCCGGTCTTCTCTTAATGAAGGGCTCTTAATAAGTAAGACAAAGGGGAAAGAATGGAAGTTAGTTCTGAAACCGCAGTTCTTGCAAGAAAACCTGCTCCTACTCTTATACTTATAAATAAAAGATAGCCCGTCCTCTCAGGGCTTAAAACAAAGGGGAAAGGCCCTTTAGGGCTGCTCCTACTTCTACTTACTTAACCGATTTGTAGGGTACTGGCTTACTTACTTATAAGAGCTATGGAGCCGCCTTAAACTTCCAAGAACCGGATTTCTTGCAATGGAGGGCTCTTACTTATAAGCCAGTACCCTTATGTTTAAAGCAAGAAATCCTGCTCGTACTTCTAAGTAAGCCAGTTTCCCGGGGTTCCATGGAGCCGGTAAGTAAGAGATATGGTCCTTAAAGGCTATGTCTTTTAAGCGGTACTAAGCAGGGGCTCTGCATAGAGCAGAACCGCAAAGAACTTCGCTTCTTGCAGAACTGCTCTATGCAGCCGGCACCGGTGCTATGCCCACTCTTGCAAGAATGGCTGCTTCGCCTTAAACGCGGTTTCTTCTGCTGCTTCGGTGCTTGGAGACGAAAAGGGAGGGGGCTGCTTCGCTGCCCCCCCCCGGTGCCCGCTGCATAGAGCAGTTCTGCAAGAAGCGCAGTTCTTTAAGGAGCACATAGCAGGAGCAGGTTTTAAGCCGGCTCGGGGGGCCCCAAGTATGGGCTGGGGCCCCCGACCGCCCCCTCTTCCTATGTTTTCCCTCTACCACTTCGTTCCCTCCGGCTCCCCTCTTACACTTCGTTCCCTACGGCTCCGGCTCTTACGCTCTGCTACCCTTCGGTCGGGGGCCTTGGGGCTGGGGCCCCCGAGTCCCTACGGATACGGCTACGGCTCCGGCTTAAAACTAAGTTTAGACCGAAGGGGTCTAGCTATACTTAGTTTTAAACCGAAGGGGCTATATGGCCCCTCGATGGCCGGGGTGGCCATCGAACCCGCCCTGTCCTTGTTTTTCTCCTACCCTCCGGCTTAAACTTAAGTATAGTCAGACTATACTTAAGTTTAAGCCGGGGGTAGGAGAAAAACAAGGAAAGAAGGAGGCCCCTCGATGGCCGGGGCTCGATGGCCGCCCCCGGCCATCGAGGGGGTGGCCATATAGGGGGTGGAGAAAACATAGCCGGACCGGAGGGTAGCCGGAGCCGTAGCCGTAGGGACTCGGGGGCCCCAGCCCCAAGGCCCCCGACCGAAGGGTAGCAGAGCGTAAGAGCCGGAGCCGTAGCCGTAGGGACTCGGGGGCCCCAGCCCCAAGGCCCCCGACCGAAGGGTAGCAGAGCGTAAGAGCCGGAGCCGGACCGGAGGGGAGCCGGACCGGACCGAACCGGAGGGAACGAAGTGGTAGAGGAGCCGGACCGGAGCCGTACCGGACCGGAGGGAGCGAAGCGTAAGAGGCCGAAGGGTAGCAGAGCGTAAGAGGACGAAGTGGTAGAGGGGAGAGAAGGCCGGAGCCGTAGGGAACGAAGTGGTAGAGGGAAGGCCGGAGCCGTAGGGACCGGAGGGAAAGAGGGAAGGCCGGACCGGACCGAACCGGACCGGACCGGAGGGAAGGAGAGCCGGAGGGTAGAAGGCCGGACCGGAGCCGTACCGGACCGGAGGGAGCGAAGCGTAAGAGGCCGAAGGGTAGCAGAGCGTAAGAGGACGAAGTGGTAGAGGGGAGAGAAGGCCGGAGCCGTAGCCGTACCGAAGCCGTAGCCGTAGGGAAGGAGGGAGCCGAAGGGTAGCAGAAAGAGAGAGCCGGAGGGACCGAAGGGTAGCAGAGCGTAAGAGGGGAAGGGAGAGCCGGACCGGACCGGAGGGACCGAAGGGTAGCAGAGCGTAAGAGGACGAAGTGGTAGAGGAGCCGGACCGGACCGGAGCCGGCGCCGTAGCCGTAGGGACCGGACCGGAGGGAGCGAAGCGTAAGAGGAAGAGCCGGAGCCGTAGGGAACGAAGTGGTAGAGCCGGAGCCGGACCGGAGGGAAGGAGAGAACCGGAGGGTAGGAGCCGTAGGGGAGGGGAGAGCCGGAGGGTAGAAGGAAGGAAGGGACCGTAGGGGAGGGAAGGAAGGGCCCCTCGTTGGCCCCTCGCTGAAGCAGCCGGGGTGGCCACCCGGGGTGGCCTTCGAACCCGGGGCACGATGGCCGCCCTGTCCTTGTTTTTTCCATTTAAAACTAAGTATAGCTAGACCCCTTCGGTCTATACTTAGGTTTAAGGGTTGGGGGCCCCTAGCCCCAACTTGGGGCTAGGGGCCGAAAAAACAAGGAAAGAAGGAGGCCATCGAGGGGGGAGGTGGCCATCGAACACGAAGGAGTTCGTGCACGGGAGCTTTTAGTTATTTATAAGTAAGCCTGCGGTTATTGGCAGAAGAACCAGCAGTTCCTATTAAGACCCGGCCCACTCGTGCAAGAAAGCCTGCTCCTACTTATACTTAACTTATAAGTAAGAGATATGGGTGCTCCTCTGCCTTTAAAGATCTGAAGGGCTCTTATAAGTAAGTAAGTAAGTATAGAACTGGTTTAAAGGAGCAGTTCTTGCAGACCGAAGGGTGTTCCAATTAGAAATAGAGAGAGGACCGTAGGGTAACACCCGAAACCGGCTTACTTATAAGTAAGTAAGAGATATGGGTGCTCCTATAAACCGCTCTTATCTTATTAGGAACTGCTATAAACCGCTCTTATTAGGAACTGCTATAAACCGCTCTTCTGATATAAACCGCTCTTATTAGGAACTGCTAGAAACCGCTCCGGTTCTTCGAGAGAGCAAGGCCTTCTTGCAGGACGAGCTGCTTCTGCTATGTGCTCCTTAAAAACTGCGCTTCTTGCAGAACTGCTCTATGCACTCTTATAAGCCAGTACGCTTCGCTAAGTAACCGAAGGGTAGTGGGCCAGTCCGCTTCGCTAAGTAACCGAAGGGTAGTGGGCCAGTCCGCTTCGCTAAGTAACCGAAGGGTAGTGGGCCAGTACGCTTCGCTAAGTAAGAGAGTAATTAAGTAAGAGAGTAAGTAAGAGAGTAAGTAATTAAGTAAGTAATTAAGAACTGCTGGTTCTTCTGCCAAGAAGGCCTTGCATAGAGCAATATAGCGGCTGCCTCGCCGCGCCCCTTCTGCGGAAGAAGTAGGAAAGGGCTAGGCGCCCCTCTTCCTATGTTTTCTCCCTCCCCTCCCTCCTACCCTTCGGCTCCGGCTCTACCACTTCGTCTCCTTCCCTCCGGTACGGCTCCGGCTCCGGCTTAAAACTAAGTTTAGACCGAAGGGGTCTAGCTAAAATTTTAAACCGAAGGGGTGGAGAAAACATAGCCGGACCGAACCGAAGCCGAAGGGAACGAAGTGGTAGAGGGGAGAGCCGGAGCCGGAGGGAACGAAGTGATAGAGGGAAGGAAGGGCCGGGGCTCGATGGCCGCCCCTTCTGCGGCCATCGAGGGGGTGGCCATCGAACCCGAAGGAGCCCATTTCTCCAAGCACCGGCGGGTTCTATGCTCTTATTAAGTTAAGAACTTTCTTGCAGGTTTCTCCCTTTTCGGGAAACCTCCTCTTCTGCTTCTCCTTTTAAAGGCTCCTTCGGAGGGCAGCGAAGCAGCCCCCTCTTTCTTCCTTCGGCGAAACCGCGCGGGTTCTTGCACATAGCAAAGCAGTAACTTTCGGTTCTTGCACATAAAGGGCAGCAGAAGAGCTGAGGTTCTTGCACATAGCAAAGCAGGAACTTTCGGTTCTTGCACATAGCAAAGCAGGAATTTTCGGTTCGTGCACATAGCAAAGCAGGAACTTTCGGTTCTTGCACATAGCAAAGCAGTAACTTTCTTGCTGCTCCTACTTATACTTCCCGGCTTCCTGTTCCCCGGGTATTATAAGAGATATGGGTGCTCCTTAAAAGAAGGACTCTGCCTTTAAAGCAATGAAGGGCTCTTATTAAGAAGCTTGCAGCCCTTTCTTTTAAAAGAGCAAGAAATCCTGCTCCTACTTATACTTACCGGCTTCCATTCCCGGGACTGAATTGTAAGAACCACCCGAAACCGGCTTACTTAACTTATAAGAGATATGGACCGCAAGAACCGTATTTCTTGCAGTTCTAAGCAGGGATTCCTGGAAGTTTATATCTGCTCCTACTTATACTTCCCGGCTTCCTGTTCCCCCGCAGAAGGGCCCACTTCTTGGAGAACCTTTACTTCCCTGCTTGAAAGGTATTCCCGAAGTGGTGCCCCACTGAAAGGGTCGAGTCTCATCAGCCGGCCTGCAGTTCTTCTGCAAGAACCGCTTCCCCTCCGGGCTCGTAGGCCGCCCTTCTGCGGCCTTTCCTATGTTTTTCCCATTATACTTAACTATAACGTTGTTATAGTTAATTATAATGGGAAAAACATAGGAAGAGGGGCCAGCGAGGGGTCCGAAGGGAGAATTTTTACCATTATAAATAAGTATAGACCGAAGGGGTCTAGCTATACTTATTTATAATGGTAAAAATTCCTAGCCCATTAGAATTAACTATAACTTAGTTATAGTTAATTCTAATGGTCGGGGGCCCCTAGCCCCAACTTGGGGCTAGGGGCCCCCGAGGAAAAAACAAGGAAGACCCTTTCAGTATTTTTACCATTATAAATAAGTCCTCCGAAGGTGGCTGCGTTCCCTACCCTACGGCTCTCTCTATGTTTTCTCCACCCCTCCGGTTTAAAACTAAGTTTAGCTAGACCCCTTCGGTCTAAACTTAGTTTTAAACCGGAGGGGTGGAGAAAACATAGCCGGAGCCGGAGGGTAGGAGGAAAAGCCGGGGCTCGATGGCCGCCCTGTTCTTTTTTTTTCCCTTAAACCTAAGTATAGATAGACCGAAGGGGTCTATCTATACTTAGGTTTAAGGGAAAAAACAAGGAAAGAAGGAGGTCGGGGGTCGGGGGCCCCAGCCCATACTTGGGGCTGGGGCCCCCGAGCCCTTCCTTGGTTTTTCCCATTAAAATGAACTATAACTAAGTTATAGTTCATTTTAATGGGAAAAACCAAGGAAGGGCTCGATGGCCGCCCTGTCCTTGTTTTTTCCCTTAAACCTCAGTATAGCTAGACCGAAGGGGTCTAGCTATACTTAGGTTTAAGGGAAAAAACAAGGAAAGAAGGAGGCCCTTCTCTCCTACCCTCCGGTCCGGCTTGGTTTTTCCCATTAAAATGAACTATAACTTAGTTATAGTTCATTTTAATGGGAAAAACCAAGGAAGGGTTCGATGGCCACCCCTTCTGCGGCCGGGGGTGGTCGGGGGCCCCAGCCCATACTATGGGCTGGGGCTCGGGGGCCCCAGCCCATAGTATGGGCTGGGGCCCCCGAGCCATCGAACCCTTGGTTTTTCCCATTAGAATTAACTATAACTAAGTTATAGTTAATTCTAATGGGCTAGGAATTTTTACCATTATAAATAAGTTTAGACCGAAGGGGTCTAGCTAAACTTATTTATAATGGTAAAAATTCTCCCTTTCCCCTCGCTGGCCCCTCTTCCTATGTTTTTCCCCTTAAACCTAAGTATAGTCTGACTATACTTAGTTTTAATGGGAAAAACATAGGAGAGGCCGGGGTGGCCATCGAACCCGGGGCTCGATGGCCGCCCCTTCTGCGGCCATCGAGGGGGTGGGTTCGATGGCCACCCCGGCCTCTCCTATGTTTTTCCCATTAAAACTAAGTATAGTCAGACTATACTTAGGTTTAAGGGGAAAAACATAGGAAGAGGGGCCAGCGAACCCTTGGTTTTTACCCTTAAAACTAAGTTTAGACCGAAGGGGTCTAGCTAAACTTAGTTTTAAGGGTAAAAACCAAGGAAGACCCCTCGTAGAAGCAGGCTCGATGGCCGCCCTGTCCTTGTTTTTTCCCTTAAACCTAAGTATAGACCGAAGGGGTCTAGCTATACTTAGGTTTAAGGGGAAAAAACAAGGAAAGAAGGAGGCCTCCTTCTTTCCTTGTTTTTTCCCCTTAAACCTAAGTATAGCTAGACCCCTTCGGTCTATACTTAGGTTTAAGGGAAAAAACAAGGACAGGGCTCGATGGCCGCCCCTTCTGCGGCCATCGAGGGGGTGGCCTACGAACCCTTTTCCCATTTAAACGTATTATATTCAAATATAATCCGTTTAAATAGGAAAAACCAAGGAAAGCCGGTGCATGGGGCTCGATGGCCGCCCTTCTTCCGGGTTCGATGGCCACCCCCTCGATGGCCGCAGAAGGGGCGGCCATCGAGCCCTTCTGCGGCCCTTCCTTCCCTCTACCACTTCGTTCCCTCCGGCTCCGGCTCTCCCCTCCCTTCTCTCCTTCCCTCCGGTCCGGCTTCCCTCCGGTCCGGCTCTTTCCCTCCGGTCCCTACGGCTACGGCTCCGGCTCCGGTCCAGCCTTCCCTCTTTCCCTCCGGTCCCTACGGCTCCGGCCTTCCCTCTACCACTTCGTTCCCTACGGCTCCGGCCTTCTCTCCCCTCTACCACTTCGTCCTCTTACGCTCTGCTACCCTTCGGCCTCTTACGCTTCGCTCCCTCCGGTCCGGTACGGCTCCGGTCCGGCCTTCTACCCTCCGGCTACCCTCCGGTCCGGTTCGGTCCGGTCCGTCTCTCCCTTCCCCTCTTACGCTCTGCTACCCTTCGGTCCCTCCGGCTCTTACGCTCTGCTACCCGTCGGCTCCCTCCCTCCTACCCTACGGCTCCGGCTCCGGTACGGCTACGGCTCCGGCTCTCCCTTCTACCCTCCGGCTACCCTCCGGTCCGGTTCGGTCCGGTCCGGCTCTACCCTACGGCTCCTACCCTCCGGTTCTATCCTACCCTCCGGTCCGGCTCCGGTCCGGCTATGTTTTCTCCACCCCCGGCCTCCTTCTTTCCTTGTTTTTTCGGCCCCTAGCCCCAAGTTGGGGCTAGGGGCCCCCTTAAACCTAAGTATAGCTAGACCCCTTCGGTCTATACTTAGGTTTAAGGGGAAAAAACAAGTGGCGGCCATCGAGCCCCTCCGGTTTTAAACTAAGTTTAGCTAGACCCCTTCGGTCTAAACTTAGTTTTAAGGGGCTCGTTGGCCGCCACTTGTTTTTTCCATTAAAACTAAGTATAGCTAGACCCCTTCGGTCTATACTTAGTTTTAATGGAAAAAACAAGGACAGAAGGAGGCCAACGAGGGGGAAAAACATAGGAAGAGGGGCCATATAGGGGGCTCTTCCTTGTCCCATTCTAAATAAGTTTAGACCGAAGGGGTCTAGCTAAACTTATTTATACTGGGAAACCGGAGGGGTTCGTAGGCCACCCCTATATGGCCCCTCGATGGCCGGGGTGGTCGGGGGCTCGGGGGCCCCTGCCCATACTTGGGGCTGGGGGCCCCCGAGCCCCGACCACCCCGGCCATCGAGGGGCCATATAGGGGCGGGCGGCCATCGAGCCCCTATTCCTTGTTTTTTCCCATTCTAAATAAGTTTAGACCGAAGGGGTCAAGCCGAAGCCGGAGCCTGGACCCTTTCTTTTCTCCCTCCTTCCCTACGGCTCCGGCTTATAAATAAGTTTAGCTAGACCCCTTCGGTCTAAACTTATTTATAAGCCGGAGGGGAGGAGAAAATCGCCCCCTCGTAGGCCGGAAGAAGGGCGGCCTACGAGCCCCTCTTCCTATGTTTTCTCCTCCCCTCCGGCTTAAACCTAAGTATAGTCAGACTCTACTTAGGTTTAAGACGGAGGGGAGGAGAAAACATAGGAGAGGCCGGGTCGGCCTACGATACCGGAGGGGTAGAGGCTGGACTTATTTATAATGGGAAACCGGACCTCACCGGTGCTTGGGTAGGAGCCGGAGGGAAAGAGGAAGCGGTGGAAGAGGGGAAAGCCCATTATAATTAATAATAACTAAGTTATAGTTAATTATAATGGTCGGGGGCCCCTAGCCCCAACTTGGGGCTAGGGGCCCCCGAGGAAAAACCAAGGAAAGGCTCGGGGGGCCCCAGCCCATACTTGGGGCTGGGGCCCCCGAGCCCCAGCCCCAAGTATGGGCTGGGGCTCGGGGGACCCAGCCCCAAGTATGGGCTGGGGTTGGGGGCCCCTGCCCATACTTGGGGCAGGGGCCCCCGAGCCCCCCGACCGGCTGCTTCGCTGCCTTTAAGCTGATGAGACTCGACTCTTTCAGTGGGGGGGGGCAGCGAAGCAGCCACCCGGGAGACAATACTTAACTTAACTATACTTAACTATACTTAACTATACTTAACTATATTTAACTATACTTAACTATACGTAACTATACTTAACTATACTTAACTATACTTAGCTATACTATACTTTACTATACTTAACTATACTTAACTATACTCTACTTAACTATACTCTACTTAACTATACTCTACTTAACTATATTTAACTTAACTATACTCTACTTAAGTAGACTTAACTTAACTAAACTATATTTAACTATACTTAACTTATAAGTAAGTGTTACTAGATTCAAAGCTGACGTTTTGTTTTAAAACAACGTAGTAATAAATATTCTTTTTTAGGAGATTTCTTTATTAAGAAACCTAAAAAATCAAAAGAGTTTTTCTTACTTTAAACATTTACTGTTTTTTGCAGAGACAGGATTTGAACCTGTGACCTTAGGGTTATGAGCCCCACGAGCTACCAGACTGCTCTACTCTGCTTTTTACTTTTTTGTACATTTGTATTTTATCAATCTCACTAAATTTTTGGAGTCCTTCCTTTACTCTCTCTTTTTTTTTATTCTCCGCGTTCTTAAAAATAAAAATTTTTGTTCTACTATTTTAGGATAAAAACGTTCTACGAATCTTGCCTTGGAATCCTAATTTACTATTAGGTCACCCTAGTAGGGGTAAAGCTATAAGAAAAAAAGTGAATGCCAAGAAGCAGAAGCTGAAGACCTTTGCTTAACTCCGTCCAGCTACCTACACCCAAAGGGATGCTTCGCTGTCTATAGGTAAAAGAGCCACGTATTCTCGGAAGCAGCCCGTACTTCTAAAATAGGTGCTGCTTGGGTTAGGGCCTATGTTGCTTATACTTGGAGTCTACTCTTTCCTTTCTTTCCTATACTAATTAACTTACTTATAAGTAAGTTAATTAGTATAGGAAATTCCTGAAAAGTGGAACCTTTCAGTCTGAAAGCGGCTGGCCTTCCTTCTCTCCTCTCCTACCCTCCGGTCCGGTCCGGCTTCCCTCCGGTCCGGCTTCCCTCCGGCTCTTATTATGGCTTAATGGGCTGTCCTTTTCCCATTATAATTAACTATAACTTAGTTATAGTTAATTATAATGGTCGGGGGCCCCTAGCCCCAACTTGGGGCTAGGGGTTGGGGGCCCCTGCCCCAACTTGGGGCTAGGGGCCCCCGAGCCCCCGAGGAAAAACATAGGAATAGCAATAACTGCTTAGAACTCCTTCTATTACCCTTCGGTTTACTCTTATGTAAGTTTCCTAATAGGAAGAATTGCGGCTTTCCCCTCGTAGAAGCAGCCGGGGTGGCCTACGAACCCTTGTTTTTTCCCATTAAAACGTATTATATTCAAATATAATCCGTTTTAATGGGAAAAAACAAGGGTTCGTAGGCCACCCCGGCTGCTTCTACGAGGGGAAAGCCGCTATTCGGCTAGAAAACCAAGAGTAAGACCGAAGGGTTGCCCCCTCGAACGGGTGCCCCTTTAAGGATAGAAGAAGGGGTTCTTCTTTCCTGCCCCTCGTAGGCCGCCGAAGGGCGGTCGGGGCCCCCAGCCCATACTTGGGGCTGGGGGCCCCCGAGCCCCAGCCCCCCCTACTATGGGCTGGGGCCCCCGCGCCCTTCCCTCTCCCACTTCGTTCCCTACGGCTCCGGCTCTCCTCTCCCCTCTACCACTTCGTTCCCTCCGGCTCCGGTCCGGTCCGGCCTTCTACCCTCCGGCCTTCCCTCTACCACTTCGTTCCCTACGGCTCCGGGGGTGGCCACCCCCTCGATGGCCGGGGGCGGCCATCGAGCCCCTTCTGCTGGGTTCGATGGCCACCCCCTCGATGGCCGGGGGCGGCCATCGAGCCCCGTCCATCGAGGGGCCATCGAAGGGGCGCAGCAACCGGCGGGTGCTACCCTCCGGTCCGGTCCGGCTCTCCCCTCCCCTCTTACACTTCGTCTCCTCTCCTACCCTCCGGTCCGGTACGGCTCCGGCTCTTACACTTCGTTCCCTACGGCTCCGGCTTCGGTCCGGCTTGGTTTTCTCCACCCCCTATATGGCCGCAGAAGGGGCGGCCATATAGGGGGTGGAGAAAACCAAGGGTGGCCACCCCCTCGATGGCCGCAGAAGGGGCGGCCATCGATCCCCGGGTTCGAAGGCCACCCCGGGTGGCCACCCCGGCTGCTTCAGCGAGGGGCCAACGAGGGGCCCTTCCCTCCCCTCCCCTACGGCTCCTACCCTCCGGTTCCTTCTACCCTCCGGCTACCCTCCGGTCCGGCTCCGGCTCTCTCTTTTCGCCTCCCCTCCCCTCCCCTCCTACCCTCCGGCTCTTACGCTCTGCTACCCTTCGGCTCCCCTCCCTTCCTTCCCTCTACCACTTCGTTCCCTACGGCTCCGGCTCTCCTTCCCTACGGTCCGGTCCGGCCTTCCCTCTACCACTTCGTTCCCTACGGCTCCGGCTTCCCTACGGTCCGGTCCGGGTAGACCACTTCGTCCTCTTACGCTCTGCTACCCTTCGGCCTCTTACGCTCTGCTACCCTTTCCCCTACGGCGGCCTCTCCTCTACCACTTCGTTCCCTTCGGTCCGGTCCGGTCCGGGACGGCTCCGGCTCCAGTACGGCTACGGCTCCGGCTCTTACGCTCTGCTACCCTTCGGCCTCTTACGCTCTGCTACCCTTCGGCCTCTTACGCTCTGCTACCCTTCGGTCCCTCCGGTCCGGGACGGCTACGGCTCCGGCTCTTACACTTCGTTCCCTACGGCTCCGGCTCCGGTACGGCTGCGGCTCCGGCTCTCTCTTTCTGCTACCCTTCGGCCTCTCTCTTTCTGCTACCCTTCGGCCGACAGAGCTACCCTTCGGTCCCTCCGTTCCGGTACGGCTACGGCTCCGGCTCTACCTTACGGCTCCTACCCTCTCCCCTACGGCGGTCTCTTCCTTCTTCCCTCCGGCTCTCCCCTCCCCTCTTACACTTCGTTCCCTCCGGCTCCGGCTCTTACACTTCGTTCCCTACGGCTCCGGCTCCGGTCCGGTCCGGCTTCCCTCCGGTCCGGTCCGGCTATGTTTTTCCCATTATAATTAATTATAACTTAGTTATAATTAATTATAATGGGAAAAACATAGGGTTCGATGGCCACCCCGGCCATCGAGGGGAAGAGGGTAAGAGCCCGAAGGAGCTTTCCCTCCGGCTTTCCTCTGCTTCCTCTTTCCCTCCGGATCCTACCCTCCGGTGAGGTCCGGTTTCCCATTAAAACGGATTATATTTGAATAGAATCCGTTTTAATGGGAAAAGGGTTCGTAGGCCACCCCCTCGATGTCCCCTCGATGGACGGGCTGTCCATCGAACCCAAGGAATAGGGGCGGCCATCGAGCCCGCTCGGGGCGGAGCACCCGGCGGGTGCTCCGCCCCGACCGGTTCCCTACGGTGCTCTGAGGCTGCTTCGCAGAAGGGGCGGTCGGGGGCCCCAGCCCATACTTGGGGCTGGGGCTCGGGGCCCCAGCCCCAAGTATGGGCTGGGCCCCCCCGAGCCTCTCCTATGTTTATCCCTTTAAAAATAAGTTTAGCTAGACCCCTTCGGTCTAAACTTATTTTTAAAGGGATTAACATAGGAAGAGCCTGCTTCTACGAGGGGTCCTCGCCCCTCGTAGGCCGCAGAAGGGCGGCCCTTCCTTCCTCCCTCCTCTCCCCTCCTTCCCTCCGGCTCTTTCCCTCCGGTCCCTACGGCTACGGCTCCGGTACGGCTCCGGCTCCGGCCTTCTCTCCCCTCTACCACTTCGTTCCCTCCGGCTCCGGTCCGGCCTTCTACCCTCCGGCCTTCTACCCTCCGGCTACCCTCCGGTCCGGTTCGGTAAGGTCCGGCTATGTTTTCTCCACCCCCTATATGGCCGCAGAAGGGGGGCTCGGGGGCCCCTAGCCCCAAGTTGGGGCTAGGGGCCCCCGACCCCCAGCCTTGGGGCTAGGGGCCCCCGAGCGGCCATATAGCCCCTTCGGTTTATAATTAACTATAACTTTGTTATAGTTAATTATAAGCCGGAGCCGGAGCCGTACCGGAGCCGGAGGGAACGAAGTGGTAGAGGGGAAGGGAGCCGTAGGGTAGGAGGGAGAAAACATAGAGAGAGCCGTAGGGTAGGGAAGAGGGGAAAGATCCATTTAAATGTACTATAACCTACTAAGTTATAGTTCATTTAAATGGATCTTTCATAGCCGGACCGAACCGAACCGGAGCCGTAGCCGTACCGGAGGGAAGGAGACGAAGTGTAAGAGCCGGAGCCGGAGGGAACGAAGTGTAAGAGGGGAGGGGAGAGCCGGAGCCGTAGGGAACGAAGTGGTAGAGGGAAGGCCGGACCGGAGCCGGAGGGAACGAAGTGGTAGAGGGGAGAGGAGAGCCGTAGCCGTAGCCGTACCGGAGCCGTAGCCGTAGGGACCGGAGGGAAAGAGCCGGAGGGAAGGAGGGGAGGGGAGAGGAGGGAGGAAGGAAGGGCCGGTTCTTGCTATATGGCCGCCCTGTCCTGGTTTTTTCCATTAAAACTAAGTATAGACCGAAGGGGTCTAGCTATACTTAGTTTTAATGGGGCCCCTAGACCGAAGGCGGCCCCGCCCAGACTTGGGGCTAGGGGCTCGTTGGCCGCCCCCTCGTTGGCCGGGGGCGGCCAACGAGCCCCCGGCCAACGAGGGGGCCAAAAATCAAGGAAAGAAGGAGGCCCTTCCTTCTACCCTCCGGCTCTCCTACCCTTCGGTTCGGTCCGGCTTGGTTTTTCCCATTAAAATGAACTATAACTTAGTTATAGTTCATTTTAATGGGAAAAACCAAGGAAGGGCTCGATGGCCGCCCCTTCTGCGGCCATATAGGGGTGGCCATCGAACCCTATGTTTTCCTCTTACGCTTCGCTCCCTCCGGCTTATAAATAAGTTTAGACCGAAGGGGTCTCGCTAAACTTAGTTTTAAACCGGAGGGGCTCGATGGCCGCCCCCGGCCATCGAGGGGGTGGAGAAAACATAGGAAGAGGGTAAAGGCCACCCCTTCTGCGGCCTCCTTCTTTCCTTGTTTTTTGGCCCCCTCGTTGGCCGGGGGCTCGTTGGCCGCCCCCGGCCAACGAGGGGGCGGCCAACGAGCCCCTAGCCCCAAGTCTGGGCGGGGCCGCCTTCGGTCTAGGGGCCCCATTAAAACTAAGTATAGCTAGACCCCTTCGGTCTATACTTAGTTTTAATGGAAAAAACCAGGACAGGGTCGGGGGCCCCAGCCCATACTTGGGGCTGGGGCCCCCGAGCGGCCATATAGCAAGAACCGGTCGGGGGTTGGGGGCCCCCAGCCCATACTTGGGGGGCCCCCGAGCCCCAGCCTTGGGGCTGGGGTCGGGGGCCCCTAGCCCCAACTTGGGGCAGGGGCCCCCAAGCCCGTCCTTGGTTTTCTCCCTCCCTCCTACCCTACGGCTCCGGCTCCGGCTTAAAACTAAGTATAGCTAGACCCCTTCGGTCTATACTTAGTTTTAAGCCGGAGCCGGAGCCGTAGGGTAGGAGGGAGGGAGAAAACCAAGGAAGAGCCTTTCCTATGTTTTCTCCACCCCTCCGGTTTAAAAATAAGTTTAGCTAGACCCCTTCGGTCTAAACTTATTTTTAAACCGGAGGGGTGGAGAAAACATAGGAAGAGGGGAAGAGCCTGCTTTTACGAGGAAGCAGAAAAGCCCATTATAATTAACTATAACTTAGTTATAGTTAACTATAATGGGAAAAGGACGATCCTGCGGAAGCCTAGAAGGAGAGCAGAAGAAGAGCCTTAAACCGGTTGCTCCTCTCGAACACCGGCTGCTTCGCCGCGCTCCCCTTAAAGGAGCCGCCGCAGGGGAAAGAGGGAGCTTGCAAGAACCCGGCTGCTTTGCTTCTTAATAAGAGGGGGGGGGCGAAGAGCCCCCTATATTAGAAACAGTCGAAAAGAAGAAAAAATTAAAAATTCATTTCCGCTAATTGTACTTTTTCGAATTGTTTTTTCTTAAGTACTAATAACACTTGTGCTATAAGAATACATACAAAGAAAATTAATAAGCCTTGTACACGTGCTGGATTTTGAAGAACAATTTCAACATCTTTTTGTCCAAAGCCACCAACATTAGGATTTGTTGTTAAAGGTTGATCTGCCACAACTTCCATACCTTCAGTAACAATTAAAGTAGGACCAGCTGGAATTTTATCTGTAACCGTTTCGCCATTTGCTTTTTCAATAGTAACTAAATAGCCCCCTTTTTTGACATCGGCAGTTGCAATAGAAGTAATTTTTCCAGGTGCTGAAACATTATATACTGTATTATTTGATTTTGAACCATCAGGATATACTTGACCACGTCCACGATTTGCACCTAAATAAATTGGATATTTTAAATAAGATACATTTTTATTTTTTGCAGGATCTGGTGATAAAATAGGTACTACTAATTCACTATATTTTTTACCTGGTAATGGACCTACAACTAAAATATTTTTATTAGTTGGGCTATAAGGTTGATAATATACATTACCTACTTTTTTTTTCATTTCTTCAGGAATACGATCAGCTGGTGCTAATTCAAAACCTTCTGGTAAAATTAAAACAAAACCTACATTTAAATCCCCTTTTTTACCATTAGCTAATACCTGTTTTGATGATAAATCATAAGGTATTTCTACTACCGCTTCAAATACTGTATCTGGTAATACTGATTGTGGTACACTAATTTCTGCAGGTTTTTGTGCTAAATGACAATTCGCACAAACAATACGTCCTGTAGCTTCACGTGGATTTTCATAGTTTTGTTGTGCAAAAATGGGGTAAGCTTGTGCTTCTGTGTTTGTCCCAAATATTAAAAAAGCAGCAAATATAGAATAAAAAAAACTTTTAATTAATGATTTCACGTTTTTCTTTTTTAGAAACAATAACGAAATTTGTTAGATTTAATAAAAAAACTCCTTTTTTATATTTTATAATCATTATACTAACTTAACTGTCCCCAACCTTTTAGGGACAAAACGAGGCTCTTATTTTTTTATTTCTTTTCTTTAAGAATAGCTGTTCTACTTATAAGTAAGTAAGTAAGTAAGTCACTTATAAGTAAGTAAGTGCTTCTAAATCATATGCCCTTTAAAAGATCCTTTCAGTCTTACTTATAAGTTAAGTTAAGTCTAAAAGAGTTAAGTTTAGTATAGTTAAGTCTACTTTAGTTAAGTATAGTTAAGTTAAGTAATTGGCACTTCTAAGTAAGACTGAAAGTATCCGGAAGAAGGCCTTCCTTTGTACAGCCATTAAGGGGCTAGATTCCTCCTGCTGTTCTTCGATGACCGAACTTTGTCTGAAAGGGGTGCGAAACCGGGCTTCTTCTGCAATCAGCGGTTCTTTCTTTCCTGCCCCTTCGATGGCTCGGGGGTTGGGGCTCGGGGCCCCTAGCCCCAAGTTGGGGCTAGGGGCCCCCAACCCCAGCCCATACTATGGGCTGGGGGCCCCTGCCCATACTATGGGCTGGGGGCCCCCAGCCCATAGTATGGGCTGGGGTTGGGGGCCCCTAGCCCCAACTTGGGGCTAGGGGCCCCCGAGCCCCAACCCCCGACCCCTCGCTGGCCCCTCGCTGAAGCAGCCGGGGTGGCCATCGAAGGGGCTCGATGGCCGCCCGCCCCCTCTTCCTATGTTTTCCTCTACCCCCTCCGGCTCCCTTCCCTCTTTCCCTCCGGTCCCTACGGCTCCGGCTACCCTCCGGTCCGGCTTAAACCTAAGTTTAGACCGAAGGGGTCTAGCTATACTTAGTTTTAAGCCGTAGCTCGGGGCCCCAGCCCATAGTTGGGGCTGGGGCTCGGGGGCCCCCAGCCCATAGTATGGGCTGGGGCCCCCCCCCGACCGGAGCCGTAGGGTAGGAGGGAGGAAGAAAACATAGCCGGACCGAACCGAAGCCGGAGCCGTACCGGACCGGACCGGACCGAAGGGAACGAAGTGGTAGAGGAGAGGCCGCCGTAGGGGAAAGGGTAGCAGAGCGTAAGAGGCCGAAGGGTAGCAGAGCGTAAGAGGACGAAGTGTAAGAGCCGGAGCCGTCCCGGACCGGAGGGTAGCCGGAGCCGTAGCCGTAGGGGAGGAGGGAGGAAGGGAGACGAAGTGGTAGAGGGGAGGGAGAGCCGGAGGGTATAAGGAAGGGCCGGGGTGGCCATCGAACCCGAAGGAGGCCGGGGGTGGCCATCGAACCCAGAAGCAGGGGCTCGATGGCCGCCCTTCTTCCGGCCATCGAGGGGGTGGCCATCGAACCCCCTCTTCCCTACCCTACGGCTCTCTCTATGTTTTCTCCCTCCCTCCTCTCCCCTCCCCTCCTACCCTCCGGCTCTTACGCTTTGCTACCCTTCGGCTCCTCTCCCCTCCTACCCTCCGGCTCTTACACTTCGTCCTCTTACGCTCTGCTACCCTTCGGCCTCTTACGCTCTGCTACCCTTTCCCCTACGGCGTCCTCTCCTCTACCACTTCGTTCCCTTCGGTCCGGTCCGGTCCGGTACGGCTCCGGCTTAAACCTAAGTTTAGACCGAAGGGGTCTAGCTATACTTAGTTTTAAACCGGAGGGGCTCGATGGCCGCCCGCCGAAGGAGGCCATCGAGGGGGTGTAGAAAACATAGCCGGACCGGAGGGAAGCCGGAGGGTAGAAGGAAGGGCCTGCTTGGAAGAAGGGCGGCCATATAGCCCCTTCGGTTTAAAACTAAGTTTAGACCGAAGGGGTCTAGCTAAACTTAGTTTAAAGCCGGAGCCGTACCGGAGGGACCGAAGGGTAGCAGAGCGTAAGAGGCCGAAGGGTAGCAGAGCGTAAGAGCCGGAGCCGTACCGGAGGGAAGAGGCCGCCGTAGGGGAAAGGGTAGCAGAGCGTAAGAGCCGGAGGGAAGGAGGGAAAACATAGGAAGAGGGGAAAGCAGAAAGAGCATCGGCGTTTAAAGAAGAACAGCCGCTCTTCCGCTATGAAACAAAGGAAGAATTTCTTACTTACTTATAAGAACTCTATTAAGCAATATAGTTCTTATAAGTAAGTAAGTAAGAAAATTACAAACGGGCACTGAAAGGACTGACTATCTGTCTTCTGCGGGGCCTCCTACGTAGCAGGAGGAAGACCTTTCAGTCCTTACCCCTTTCAGACTGAATTCAGTGGCACCTATAAGGAAGAACCCCCCTTTTAAGAAGCATTTAAAAATGAAGGGCTAGGTTCGAGAAGAACCCCGAAGCACCCTTGTCTGGGCGGGGCTGCTCCCTTTTCGAAGCAGCAGTTCTGCAGCAGCAGAAGAAACCTCCTTGTAAAGGCGCCCCCCTTCGGTCTAGGGGTCTTCTCGTAGTACGCCCTTCTTCCGGGGGGGTCAGCGAAGCAGCCCCCTGCTGCCTATAGAAAAGCTAGGTTCGAGAAGAGGGTGTTCCACCTCTGTTCTGCTGGGGACCCACTCTTGCAACCGGTTGCAAGAGTGGTCCGCCAGAAGAACAGCGGTGTAACACCCGGGGTTCTTGCATCGAAGCAGCCCCCTGCTGCCTAGAGGAAAGCGGTTGCTTACTTATAAGAGGGGGGCACCCCGATTAGAGAGGGGGTTCTTCTGCAAGAACTGCGCGGAAGCCCCGAGACTGAAAGGTCTACGTACTTATAAGTAAGACCGAAGGGTACTAGAAGGACTGAAAGGGTCCAGCAGGATCCCGCAGATTCAGTACTTTAAATGCTTGTTTAGAATGAAAGGTCTTCCCTTCTCTATGCCAGGCCTTTAAAATTTCAGTCCTTTCAGTGGGGCCCTTTCAGTGGCACAAAAGAGCAAAAGAAAGAAAGAAAGGGAAACCGCAAAGATTAAGAACTTAACTTAATAAGTCTCGCAAAGATAGAGCAAAGGAAAAAGCCAACCAAATAGTCACCAAAAGGGTCTGCTTTAAACTTTTAAAGATGCTTGAGTGGGCTGCAAGTCTCCTTTAAAAGGCAAAGGAAAGATCCTTAATAAGAAGAAAAAAAGAAAAGGAAATAAAAAGAAAGAAAAAAAGAAAAGGTACTTAATAAGTAGAGTCTCCTTAAAAGAGCAAAAGAAAATGCCAGGATCCTACGGTCTTATAACTTTCAGTCTCTCAGCTCTTACTTAACGAAGGGTACTGGTCGGGGGGCCCCCAGCCCATACTTGGGGCTGGGGGCCCTTGGGGCTGTGGTCGGGGGCCCTTGGGGCTGGGGGCCCCCGAGCCCGTCCTTTCCTCCTACCCTCCGGCTCTACCACTTCGTTCCCTCCGGCTCCGGCTTAAAACTAAGTATAGCTAGACCCCTTCGGTCTATACTTAGTTTTAAGCCGGAGCCGGAGGGAACGAAGTGGTAGAGCCGGAGGGTAGGAGGAAAGGAAGAGCCCACTACCCTTCGGTTACTTAGCGAAGCGTACTGGCTTACTTACTTATAAGTGACCTTACTTATACGTAAGTCTATGGGCTGGGAACCCTTTCAGTGGCATAGAGCAGGATCTTCAGTCCGTAGACCGTTGGGGCCTCCTCGAACGGCCTTCTTTAAAGTAATAAGGGCCTTTCTGCTCCTCTCGAATCCCAGAGACTGAAAGGGTCCAGAGGAGCAGACTGCAGTCTAGGGGGCCTCGAACCCTACGGTCTGCATTCTGCTCCTCTGGACCCTTTCAGTCTCTTCCTGCGGGCCCCTTTAAGGGGCAGCTCTGCTCCGTAGGAGCAGAAGAACCCATTTCAGTCCTGCTCTTCGGCTATGAAACAAAGGAAGGCTCGGGGGGCCCCAGCCCATACTTGGGGCTGGGGTTGGGGGCTCGGGGGCCCCTAGCCCCAAGTTGGGGCTAGGGGCCCCCAACCCCTGCCCATACTTGGGGCAGGGGTCGGGGGCCCCTAGCCCCAACTTGGGGCAGGGGCCCGTCCTTGGGTTTTCCCCTTAAAACTAAGTAGAGTCAGACTCTACTTAGTTTTAAGGGGAAAACCCAAGGAAAAGCCCGTTCTTGGTTTTTCCCATTAAAATGAACTATAACTTAGTTATAGTTCATTTTAATGGTCGGGGGCCCCTAGCCCCAACTTGGGGCTAGGGGCCGAAAAACCAAGGAAAAGCCCGTTCTTGGTTTTTCTCGGGGGCCCCTAGCCCCAAGTTGGGGCTAGGGGCCCCCAACCCCTTAAAACTAAGTATAGACCCCTTCGGTCTATACTTAGTTTTAAGGGGTTGGGGGCCCCTAGCCCCAACTTGGGGCTAGGGGCCCCCGAGAAAAACCAAGAGAGAGCCGTAGGGGACCCCAGCCCCAAGTATGGGCTGGGGCCCCCCAACCCCCGACCCCTTTACTTACTTATAAGTAAGTGCGCAGGAAGACCGATCCCCTACTGAAAGGGTACAGGAAAACGAGCCAACACTTACTTATACGTAAGAGTGGGGGAGAGAATAGCTAGTTCCTCTTATAAGTAAGTAAGTAAAACATCGTAAGTACAAGCAGAACAGCCTGTTTTAACTAATATTAAAGCCGAAGACATGTAGTTGCTTTTTACTAGAAAACAGTAAGGTTATTTATTTTTTTTTAGTTACATAATTTAATAGAAAACGGTCAAATATATAAAACTTTATTTTCTTCTCAATTAATAATAATAACATTTATTTAAATTATTTCTATTAAAGTTGAACGTTGTTCGTTGTTTTAGTTTATTTCGTTCAAAGACGGGCTGTGTCTATAGTTTTCTATAACGGCTACTTTTAGCTCTTTCTTCATTTTTTCTTATCTAAGGGGTCTTACCGAAGCCACAGGAAAAAGAGGTGCTCCGGAACACCCTGTTCCAACCGGCGTACTTATTTACTTACAAGTCTTCTTAAGGGCTGCTATCGGAGAACTGCTGCAGGGGGGGGAACCAACTGGCTGCTTTAAACGCCGAAGAACCCCCTTGGGGACAGCGCTTCTCAGAACTGCTGCAGCTATAGGCCTACATAGCTAGGACGTTTTCCTATTATAAATAAATATACTTAGGTATAGTTATTTATAATAGGCTTCCTTTGTTTCCTAATAGGAAGAAGAGGGACTGGTTCCCTGGTGGCTTTCCCCCTCGATGGCCGGGGGCGGCCATCGAGCCCCTCTTCCTATGTTTTCCTCTCTCTTTCTGCTACCCTTCGGCTCCCCTACGGCTCCCCTCTTTCCCTCCGGTCCCTACGGCTCCGGTTCCTTCCCTCCGGTCCGGCTTAAAACTAAGTTTAGACCGAAGGGGTCTAGCTAAATTTTTAAACCGAAGGGGCTATATGGCCGCTCGGGGGCTCGGGGGCCCCTGCCCCAAGTATGGGCAGGGGTTGGGGGCCCCTAGCCCATACTTGGGGCTAGGGGCCCCCAGTATGGGCAGGGGTTGGGGGCCCCTAGCCCATACTTGGGGCTAGGGGCCCCCAACCCCAGCCCATAGTATGGGCTGGGGCTCGGGGGCCCCCAGCCCATAGTTGGGGCTGGCCCCCCCGACCCTGTCCTGGTTTTTTGGCCCCCTCGTTGGCCGGGGGCGGCCAACGAGCCCCTAGCCCCAAGTATGGGCTAGGGGCCCCCTTAAACCTAAGTATAGACCGAAGGGGTCTAGCTATACTTAGTTTTAAACCGGAGGGGCTATATGGCCGCCACCCGGCCCGGGGGTGGAGAAAAACAAGGAAAGAAGGAGGTCGGGGGCCCCCAGCCCATACTATGGGCTGGGGGCCCCCGAGCCCCAGCCCATACTATGGGCTGGGGCCCCCGAGCCCCTCGATGGCCGGGGCTCGATGGCCGCCCCCGGCCATCGAGGGGGTGGCCATATAGGGGGTGGAGAAAACATAGCCGGACCTTACCGGAGCCGAAGCCGTACCGGAGCCGGAGCCGGAGCCGTAGGGACTCGGGGGCTCGGGGGCCCCCAGCCCAGAGTTGGGGCAGGGGCCCCCCAGCCCATAGTATGGGCTGGGGCTCGGGGGCTCGGGGGCCCCCAGCCCAGAGTTGGGGCAGGGGCCCCAACCCCAGCCCATAGTATGGGCTGGGGGGCCCCTGCCCCAACTCTGGGCAGGGGCCCCCGAGCCCCCGACCGAAGGGTAGCAGAGCGTAAGAGCCGGAGCCGTAGCCGTACCGGAGCCGGAGCCGTCCCGGACCGGACCGAAGGGAACGAAGTGGTAGAGGAGAGGCCGCCGTAGGGGAAAGGGTAGCAGAGCGTAAGAGGACGAAGTGGTCTATCCGGACCGGACCGTAGGGAAGCCGGAGCCGTAGGGAACGAAGTGGTAGAGGGAAGGCCGGACCGGACCGAAGGGAAGCCGGAGCCGTAGGGACCGGAGGGAAAGAGGGAAGGCCGGAGGGTAGAAGGAAGGGAGGGGAGCCGAAGGGTAGCAGAGCGTAAGAGCCGGAGGGTAGGAGGGGAGGGGAGGGAGGCGAAAAGAGAGAGCCGGAGCCGGACCGGAGCCGGAGCCGTAGGGAACGAAGTGTAAGAGCCGGAGCCGTAGCCGTAGGGAACGAAGTGTAAGAGCCGGAGGGTAGGAGGGGAGGGGAGAGAACCGGAGGGTAGGAGCCGTAGGGGAGGGGAGAGCCGGAGCCGTAGCCGTAGCCGGACCGGACCGGAGGGAAGGAGAGCCGGAGGAAAGAAGGAACCGGAGCCGTACCGGAGGGAGCGAAGCGTAAGAGGACGAAGTGGTAGAGGGGAGCCGTAGCCGGAGGGGTCGGGGGCTCGGGGGCCCCCAGCCTTGGGGCAGGGGCCCCCAACCCCAGCCTTGGGGCTGGGGGCCCCTGCCCCAAGGCTGGGGGCCCCCGAGCCCCCGAGCGGAACGAAGTGGTAGAGGGGAAGGAAGGGTCGGGGGTTGGGGGCCCCCAGCCCTGGGGCTGGGGGCCCCCGAGCCCCAGCCCCAGGGCTGGGGCCCCCGAGCCCCTCGTTGAAGCAGGCTCTATGGCCGCCCTGTCCTTGTTTTTTGGCCCCTAGCCCCAAGTCTGGGACCCTTCGGTCTAGGGGCCCCCTTAAACCTAAGTATAGACCGAAGGGGTCTAGCTATACTTAGTTTTAAGGGGGCCCCTAGACCGAAGGGTCCCAGACTTGGGGCTAGGGGCCAAAAAACAAGGAAAGAAGGAGGGGGTGGTCGGGGGCCTTGGGGCTGGGGCCCCCGAGCCTTCGAACCCTCCTTCGGCGGGTTCGATGGCTCGGGGGGCCCCAGCCCCAAGGCCCCCGACCACCCCCTGGCCATCGAAGGGGCTCGATGGCCGCCCTTCTTCCGAAGCAGCCATAGAGGGGGTGGTCGGGGGCCTTGGGGCTGGGGGCCGTCCTTTCTCCCTCCCTCCTTCCCTACGGCTCCGGCTCCGGCTTAAAACTAAGTATAGCTAGACCCCTTCGGTCTATACTTAGTTTTAAGCCGGAGCCGGAGCCGTAGGGAAGGAGGGAGGGAGAAAACCAAGGAAGAGCCACCCTTGGTTTTTCCCCTCTTTCCCCACTGAAAGGGTATAGTCTCTTATAAGTTAAGTAGCCTGGGGAAAGCTATGTTTCGACCCCGCCCATTATAAATAATTATATTTAAATATAATTATTTATAATGGGCGGGGTCGAAACATAGCTTTCCCCAGGCTACTTAACTTATAAGAGACTATACCCTTTCAGTGGGGCAGAAAAGAATTAACTATAACTAAGTTATAGTTAATTCTAATGGGTGGGAAAAACCAAGGATAGAACTCCAGTCGTAAACACTAATACTAACGTAGTAGTGACATAAGCTAAATGCTTAGATATAAGAATAGGCTTTAGTTTTAATAAGGAGTTAGCGCGTTAGGTTGGTTAAAAACAGTCCTATAATAAATATATAATATAGATACTTTTTTTTATAATAATTTTTTTTTAGTCTAACATAATAAAACAGAAAAGTTGAACTAGGATGATGCAATGAGTAGGTGCAAGTAGCATTCTATCTCTATCCTACTGTCACAGAACCGTACGTGAACCTTTCAGCTCATACGGCTCCCTTTCGTTCTATTACTAGCATGCGCTCTCGCTTTTGCACGTATTATATCTACTGTTTGAATAGGTTTTCCCTTTCAGTCGACACAGTTGTAAAGGATGTTGCTTTTTTTTAGTTATCCTTCTTATTAGGGACTACATATGGCAAAAGGAATTCTTTGTTTCTTAAACAAAGGCGGAGTAACCGTGTCTCTATTGTCGATAACCAACCAGTAAGAATTTAACGGAACGTTCAGCCTCAAAGGCTTATGCTCCCAACTGTGAGCACTCTTTCGAGCGGCCATGTCTCATGCCGTATTTGGGAAACGTTCGCTACGTGAATGGCGCCAAAAGGAAGCGCAAGACCGGCGTAGGCAACAGATCTGTAGGTGTTTCGCGTCTTTACTCTCTTGTATTAATCCATAGTTGTTAGTCCTTTAGAAACCCTCACCCGTTCCTGTTCCCCGCAAAGTGGGAACGTGAAGAGAGGAAATTTGTTCAGGTTATGGAAAAACGGAAGCAGGAAAAACAAAAAAAGAATTGTATAGTTGAAACACAGAAAACCAAAAACTGCTATCTATTAGTTAAAAACCAATTTCTAAATTTTTTTTGTTTATTAAGTACATATGATTTTTAGGATTAATTTCTTTAGGTAACTTATATAACAAGGATCCGTGTGCTTTTATACCAATGGAATAAATTTATTCATCTGGAAAACTAAAACAACTCTAAAACCATCTTCTTTCTTTATATGGTACAAATTTTAATTACTTAATAAATAGCGATTGCTAATCAGTCCGGTTTCCTCTTATTAGAACTTAAAGGGCTAGGGCGTCCTTTCTTCTGCAAGAACCGCTTCCCCCTCTTAATAAGAAGCAGCCTCCAAGCACCGGTCTTCTTGTGCGGAGCAACCGCTCGGGGGTTCGATGGCCGCTCGGGGGCCCCTAGCCCCAAGTTGGGGCTGGGGGCCCCCCTTCTGCGAAGCAGCCCTTCCTTCCTTCCTTCTTTCCCCTCCTACCCTCCGGCTCTTACGCTCTGCTACCCTTCGGCTCCTCTCCCCTCCTTCCCTCCGGCTCTTACGCTCTGCTACCCTTCGGCTCCCCTCCTCTCCCTTCCCTCTTACGCTTCGCTCCCTACGGCTCCGGCTACCCTCCGGTCCGGCTCTACCACTTCGTCCGACAGAGCTCTGCTACCCTTCGGTCCCTCCGGTACGGCTCCGGCTCCGGTACGGCTCCGGGTCCGGTCCGGTACGGCTACGGCTCCGGTCCGGCCTTCCCTCTTTCCCTCCGGTCCCTCCGGCTCCGGCCTTCCCTCTACCACTTCGTCCTCTCTCTTTCTGCTACCCTTCGGCCGACAGAGCTACCCTTCGGCCTCTTACGCTTCGCTCCCTCCGGTCCGGTCCGGGACGGCTCCGGCTACCCTCCGGTCCGGTCCGGCTCGCCCTTCTACCCTCCGGCTCTATCTATGTTTTCCTCCCTCCTTCCCTACGGCTCCGGCTCTTACGCTCTGCTACCCTTCGGTCCCTACGGCTCCGGCTTAAAACTAAGTTTAGACCGAAGGGGTCTAGCTAAACTTAGGTTAAAGCCGGAGCCGTAGGGACCGAAGGGTAGCAGAGCGTAAGAGCCGGAGCCGTAGGGAAGGAGGGAGGAAAACATAGGAGAGGCCTGCTCTGGACCTTTCAGTCTCGTAGGCCGCCCCGGCCTACGAGGGGAAGAAGGGCGGCCATATAGCCCCTTCGGTTTGAAACTAAGTTTAGCTAGACCCCTTCGGTCTAAAAAATTAAGCCGGAGCCGGAGCCGTAGCCGTAGCCGGACCGGAGGGAAGCCGGACCGGAGGGTAGCCGGAGCCGTAGGGACCGGAGGGAAAGAGGGAAGGCCGGAGCCGGAGGGACCGGAGGGAAAGAGGGAAGGCCGGACCGGACCGGAGGGACCGAAGGGTAGCAGAGCTCTGTCGGACGAAGTGGTAGAGGAGCCGGACCGGAGGGTAGCCGGAGCCGTAGGGAGCGAAGCGTAAGAGGGAAGGAAGGAAGGGACCGTAGGGTAGGGAGGGTGGGAGAAAACATAGAGAGAGCCGTAGGGTAGGGAAGAGGGGAAAGCCGGAGGGAAAGCTCCTTCTTTCCCATCGATGTCCGGGGTGGCGCGGGGGCCTTGGGGCTGGGGCCCCCGCGCCAACCCGGCCTACGAGGGGACGCAGGAAAGAAGAACCCTTCCGTAGGCTTTAATGGGGGGACCACCCGGCGAAGCAGCTTAAAGGTGCTGCGTCTTTCCTTTTCCCATTATAATTAACTATAACTTAGTTATAGTAAATTATAATGGAAAAGGGAAAGAAGCGGAAGAGCAACCGGCTGTCCTTGGTTTTTCGGCCCCCAGCCCCAAGTTGGGGCTTTCCTTGGTTTTTCCTCGGGGGCCCCTAGCCCCAAGTTGGGGCTAGGGGCCCCCGACCCTTAAACCTAAGTATAGTCAGACTATACTTAGGTTTAAGGGGAAAAACCAAGGACGGGCTTGGGGGCCCCTGCCCCAAGTTGGGGCTAGGGGCCCCCGACCCCCGACCATTATAATTAACTATAACTTAGTTATAGTTAATTATAATGGGAAAAGGAAAGACGCAGCACCTTTAAGCTGATGAGATCTTTCCCATTATAATTAACTATAACTTCGTTATAGTTAATTATAATGGGCTAGGAATTTTTACCATTATAAATAAGTTTAGACCGAAGGGGTCTAGCTAAACTTATTTATAATGGTAAAAATTCCTCTTTTAAAGGAGGGGTTCTTCCCCTCTTCCCCTCGATGGCTCGGGGGTTGGGGGTTGGGGGTTGGGGGTTGGGGGCCCCAGCCCCAAGGCCCCTGCCCCAACTTGGGGCTGGGGGCCCCCGAGCCCCCAACCCCCAACCCCCGACCACCCCGGCCATCGAGGGGAAGAGGGTAAAGCGGAGGAAGAGAAGAGGAATGCTATTGTTTGTATATATAATGAAGGAACAGAAACTTCCTTATTATATAATTTTAAAGAACCATCTTGCATGTAAGCGCAAGAGTAAAAGCTGGGTAAAAAATAAAAAAAAAAATAAGACGTAACTCTTCAATAGTAGGCATTATTTTATCATTTCTAGACAATCTGTTTTTGCTGGTACTCTTCTATATCAAGAAAAGCTTCTACATATACATTTTCGTTATTGTTATAAGTATCTCCAAATTTAAATAACAGAAGCTTTTTGGTCCTCTAAACTGGCTTCTTTTTGGAATTGTACATTATTTACTGTAATTTTGATTCTATAGGTCTTTAAATAAAAAAAGGTAGATTATGTATTATAAATTTACATTTCTGCCTCTTCTGCAAGAACCGCTTCCCCTTCCCTACCCTACGGCTCTCTCTATGTTTTCTCCCACCCTCCCTACCCTACGGTCCCTTCCTTCCTTCCCTCTTACGCTTCGCTCCCTACGGCTCCGGCTACCCTCCGGTCCGGCTCCTCTACCACTTCGTCCGACAGAGCTCTGCTACCCTTCGGTCCCTCCGGTCCGGCTCCGGCTCCGGTACGGCTCCGGTCCGGCCTTCCCTCTTTCCCTCCGGTCCCTCCGGCTCCGGCCTTCCCTCTTTCCCTCCGGTCCCTACGGCTCCGGCTACCCTCCGGTCCGGCTTCCCTCCGGTCCGGCTACGGCTACGGCTCCGGCTCCGGCTTAATTTTTTAGACCGAAGGGGTCTAGCTAAACTTAGTTTTAAACCGGAGGGGTGGAGAAAACATAGGGTTCGATGGCCACCCCCTCGATGGCCGCAGAAGGGGCGGCCATCGAGCCCCGGCTGCTTCATCGAGGGGAAGAGGGGAAGTTAAAAAACAAGGACAGAACTGCTTGTTCTTGCAAGAACTCCTTTTCTTCTGCCATTATAATTAACTATAACTTAGTTATAGTTAATTATAACGGCAGAAGAAAAGGAGTTCTTGCAAGAACAAGCAGAAAGAGCATCTTTAAAAGTTTAAAGCAGCACCCTGCGGTCTTACTTACTCTCTTACTTACTCTCTTACTTACTTACTCTCTTACTTACTTAGCGAAGCGTACTGGCTTACTTACTCTCTTACTTACTTACTCTCTTACTTACTTACTTAGCGAAGCGTACTGGCCCACTACCCTTCGGTTACTTAGCGAAGCGTACTGGCTTAGCGAAGCGTTTCCCCTCTTCCTATGTTTTTCACCTTAAACCTAAGTATAGACCGAAGGGGTCTAGCTATACTTAGTTTTAAACCGAAGGGGCTCGATGGCCGCCCGCCGAAGGAGGCCATATAGGGGGTGGAGAAAACATAGCCGTAGGGAAGAAGGGCCGGGGCTCGATGGCCGCCCTGTCCTTGTTTTTTCCTCGGGGGCCCCTAGCCCCAAGTTGGGGCTAGGGGCCCCCGACCATTAAAACTAAGTATAGTCAGACTATACTTAGGTTTAAGGGGAAAAAACAAGGAAAGAAGGAGGCCATCGAGGGGGTGGCCACCCTTGGTTTTTCGGCCCCTAGCCCCAAGTTGGGGCTAGGGGCCCCCGACCATTTAAAATTAACTATAACCTGGTTATAGTTAATTTTAAATGGTCGGGGGCCCCTAGCCCCAACTTGGGGCTAGGGGCCGAAAAACCAAGGACGGCCCACTACCCTTCGGTTACTTAGCGAAGCGTACTGGCTTAGCGAAGCGTACTGGCTTAGCGAAGCGTACTGGCTTATAAGTCTAACTAAACTTATTTATAATGTCCTTTTAAAGGCGGTGCTTGGAACACCAGGGAACCAGCCGGCTTCCCTTAAAGTGCAAGAACTGCTCTATCCTCGCCCTAGACCGAAGGGCGCCCCCCTTAAAGGAGTTCTTCGAAAAGGGAGCAGACAAGGCTGCTCTCGGGTTCTTCTAGGGCTTTCCTTTGTTTCATAGCCGAAGAGCAGGCCCATAGACCATAGGGGTCTATGGGCCTGCTCTTCGGCTATGAAACAAAGGAGCAGACCGAAGTTTTTCTGGCAGCAGACCTTTCCGTCTAGGTGTTTTTATTATTAGAAATAAGTTTAGTATTACTAAACTTATTTCTAATAATAAAAACACCTAGACGGAAAGGTCTGCTGCCAGGAAAACTTCCTTTTCGACCTATTCTAATTAACTATAACTAAGTTATAGTTAATTAGAATAGGGAAAACGGGAAGCACCTTCCCAAAAAGTAAAGACTGATAAGTAAGGAACTGCTCTATGCCAGTCAGATCTAAACTTAACTTAACTTACTTACTTACTTACTTACTTACTTACTTATAAGAGTTTTAAGAAAAAAGTTGAAAAAAGCAGGAGTACCTTATAATTTTTTTTAGTTTAAGGGTAGAAAGGAGGTAACCTATTTATACAAATTTATTATTAAATTTGTATAATTAGGTTATTAAAGTTATTAACCAACAGCAATAATACGTGCTAAGAAAAATGACCATGTTGTAGCAATACCACCTAAAAGATAGTGTGCTACACCAACGGCACGTCCCTGCGTAATACTTAAAGCACGTGGTTGTATGCTTGGAGCGACACGTAATTTATTATGTGCCCAAACAATTGATTCAATTAATTCTTGCCAGTAACCACGTCCAGAAAATAAAAACATGAGGCTAAACGCCCATACAAAGTGGGCGCCTAAGAACATTAAACCATAAGCCGATAATGCTGAACCATAAGATTGAATAACTTGTGAAGATTGAGCCCATAAGAAATCTCGTAACCAACCATTTATAGTATTAGCACTTTGACCAAAATTCCCGCCTGTGATGTGAGATACGCCAGAATCAGTTACTGTACCCCAAACATCTGATTGCATTTTCCAACTAAAATGGAAGATAACAATTGAAAGCGAATTATACATCCAGAAAAGGCCTAAGAAAACATGATCCCAAGCAGAAACTTGGCAAGTACCACCACGACCTGGACCATCACAAGGGAAACGGAAACCTAAGTTTGCTTTATCTGGTATTAAACGTGAACTACGTGCATATAAAACACCTTTTAATAAAATTAAAACAGTTACATGAATTGTAAACGCATGTATATGATGCGGGTTTTCGAAATATATAAACTTATATATTTCGAAAACAGTGGACTATATCATCAATTACGGGTAATCTACTTTACCTCCCTCAACATTGCCTCCTAACCCATTAAAATTTGTAAAATGCCCGCAAATTTTACGGCTCTGTTCCTCTTTGGGCGAACATGTTGCTAACCCCTTTTTGCTTTGGTTTTTTCCTACTCCTTCGGCGCAGCTATTCCTGCAGCCGGGGTCGTTATAGCCCTTCTTCCTCTTACGCTTCGCTTCCTACGAGCCTGAGCCGTAGCCGTACCGTACCGGAGGGACCGAAGGGTAGCTCTGTCGGCCGAAGGGTAGCAGAGCGTAAGAGGGAAGGGAGAGCCGGAGCCGTAGGGACCGGAGGGGTAGAGGGGAGCCGGAGGGAACGAAGTGGTAGAGGGGAGGACCGTAGGGTAGCGAAGCTCCACCCCTTACCCTCGGGGTTAGCAACATGTTCGGGGCAAAGCAACCCAAATTGTAACGGGCCCGCCCTTATCGGCTAGGGGCTTTAAAGGCGCTAGAAGCAACCACGTGGTGGCCACACTGCCTCTCAGAAAGGCACTCGGGGGGCTCTTCCCCTCGATGGCCGGGGTGGCCACCCTTGGTTTTTCCCCTTAAAACTAAGTATAGTCTGACTATACTTAGTTTTAAGGGGAAAAACCAAGGGTGGCCACCCCGGCCATCGAGGGGAAGAGCCCCCTACTGCGTTTACAAATTTTACAAATTTTAAGGCTACCTTTTCCCCCTCGATGGCCTCCTTCTTTCCTTGGTTTTTCCTCGGGGGCCCCTAGCCCCAAGTTGGGGCTAGGGGCCCCCAACCCTTAAACCTAAGTATAGTCTGACTATACTTAGTTTTAATGGTTGGGGGCCCCTAGCCCCAACTTGGGGCTAGGGGCCCCCGAGGAAAAACCAAGGACAGGGCGGCCATCGAGCCCCTATCCAATACTTTTTGCAATTTTGTGTTTTTGAAATTTTCGTTAATAGTTTAATATTACTTTTATTTGTTTTTTAATTTGAAAATTTTTTTTGATAGTAAAGGCTACGTTGATTGAAAGAGGCTTGATTAAATATTTCAATTTCTTCATTAGAAAAGAAACTTGCATATTGTTCTAAACAAGGCAAACAATGACTTTCAGATAAAGAGTTAACCAGTCTTGCAAGCTTAGCAGCCGCTTTGTCTGAAATAACGCGTTGTTGCTGGTTATAACCATACACACGCGCCCAACGTAAGCAATCAATCTTTCTAACACCTTTTAATGGGTATTTAGAAAAATACTTAATTTAAATAAGTGTACAAGATGGGTGCATAATTTCAAGGCGGTTATATAATTTCTTTGTCTTACCGTTAGTTAGTTTACTTATTTTTGTTGTACAGTTTACTAACGCTGCAAGATGATTTTAAAAAGCAAGCTCGCCATCTTGTGTAATATAATATTTGCATAGAAATTTTGTATAATAACCGCCTGCTGGTCGTTTTGATAGTTTAAAATCTACACCAACATTAGTATAAAAACCACCATCTGCGTCAGAGAATCCTGAAAGCCAAGCATTGTCTAAAGAGACTTGTTTGTTACCGCTTTTTAATTGCATGTTTTTTAAACCACCCCCTCGTTGGGTTCGAAGGCCACCCCCCCCCCTCGATGGCCTCCTTCTTTCCTTGGTTTTTCCTCGGGGGCCCCTAGCCCCAAGTTGGGGCTAGGGGCCCCCAACCCTTAAACCTAAGTATAGTCTGACTATACTTAGTTTTAATGGTTGGGGGCCCCTAGCCCCAACTTGGGGCTAGGGGCCCCCGAGGAAAAAACAAGGACAGGGCGGCCATCGAGCCCCGGCTGCTTCAACGAGGGGCCTCCTTCTTTCCTTGTTTTTCCTCTACCCCTCCGGCTCCCTTCTACCCTCCGGCTACCCTCCGGTCCGGTCCGGCTTAAACCTAAGTATAGACCGAAGGGGTCTAGCTATACTTAGTTTTAAACCGGAGGGGCTATATGGCCGCCCCTTCTGCGGCCATCGAGGGGGCGGAGAAAAACAAGGACAGGGCGGGTTCGATGGCCACCCCGGCCATCGAGGGGCCAACGAGCCCCTACCCTACGGCTCTCTCTATGTTTTCCTCTTACGCTCTGCTACCCTTCGGTCCCTCCGGTCCGGCTTAAACCTAAGTATAGACCGAAGGGGTCTAGCTATACTTAGTTTTAAACCGGAGGGGCTATATGGCCGCCACTTGTTTTTTGGCCCCTAGCCCCAAGTTGGGGCTAGGGGCCCCCAACCCTTAAACCTAAGTATAGTATGACTATACTTAGTTTTAAGGGTTGGGGGCCCCTAGCCCCAACTTGGGGCTAGGGGCCAAAAAACAAGGAAAGAAGGAGGCCGGGGGTGGAGAAAACATAGCCGGACCGAACCGGAGCCGGACCGGAGGGTAGGAGAGAAAAGACCGTAGGGGAGAGGAGAGCCGGAGGGTAGAAGGAAGGGCTCTTCCTTGGTTTTTCTCGGGGGCCCCTAGCCCCAAGTTGGGGCTAGGGGCCCCCGAGAAAAACCAAGGACGGGCCCCCCCGACCGCAGAAGGGGCGGCCATCGAGCCCCAAGCTAAATTTAGTTCAGCATAAATTTGTTGAAACTGTATTTGACGTTTTTCTAGAATTAAATTACCGTTAAGAAGAAGGAGCAATAATAGAATGTTTTCACGTTTTGATGTGCACCATCTACAATATTTTAAACCACCTTTTTCAAATGTCTGAACTTGCCCTATCCCTAATTGTGTACGAATCATGCAAATAAGCTTTACGTTTTTAATACTTTGTGTAATTTCAAAATAACCACAGGCCCTTTGGTAAAGTAGATTTTTTTTCAATTGTTTCAATAGTTTCAACTAATGAAGTTTCTGAAGTTTTTTTTCCTACTGGTAACTCAGCCTCCTTTAAGGCAGATGACCAAAAAGAACCATCACCTTCAATAAAACCGACTAACCATGTTAAAAAGTTGATGTCTAATTTTTTAACATGAGCAGGTTTATGTTTTTCATAGTCTGAAAACTCGAATTCTCTTAAATTGCCCGTAACTGCTTCGCGTGTAGTCTCTGAGGATCCCCCGCATGTTAAGTAATTCACTTTCTTTGCCTTAAACCTTGCCAGCACTGGTAGGGGAAGGGGTCCATTATTCCTTGCTCTGTTCCGTGCCATTGTTACCCCGTTAAAATTTGCTACGCAAATTTTAAAGGGGTTTACTGCCCAAAGGGTAGGGCATCGGCTCTGCTTGTCCCCGAAGCGCTGGGTTCTTGCAGAAGCAGCGAGTGGTAAAAAGACAAATGCGGGGTTTCCTGCTGATTGGTCCTATTTACTAGATTTTTCCTTATTTCTAACCAAGATAAGATTGTAGAATTAACATAAAGGACAGTAGATTTAATTACTTTTTGGCTTCCTTGTTTGTTTTTTCCCCCCGAATTAACTATAACTTTGTTATAGTTAATTCGGGGGGGAAAAAACAAACAAGGAAAGCACCAAAAATTTTACAAATAAAAAGTGTGGGACCCCACAAGAAAAAACTTACAAAAAGGAAAAACTTGATTTAAATAAGGACTAGCATGTTGGTATTTAAAAAATAAACACGCGGACTGTTCCAGCATATAGCGAAATTTAACCTGGTCCAACATCACCCAAACCAGGAAGTCAGCCGTGCCTAAAGAAATGGGCATCATGGCTACTTTACCACCAACTGCAACCACATCACCACCCCAAGTTAAACTTGTAGCAGCTAAAGCATTTGGTGCTGTTAAAAGTGGTGCGGTGAAATGTGTATTTTGAATCCATTGTGCAAAAACTGGTTGTAATTGAATAGCAGTGTCAGAGAACATGTCTTGGGGACGGCCTAGAGCACTCATAGTATCATTATGTATATATAAACCAAAAGAATGGAAGCCTAAGAAAATACAAACCCAATTTAAGTGCGATATAATTGCGTCACGATGACGAATTACACGATCTAATAAGTTGTTATAATTATTCGTTGGATCGTAATCTCTAACCATAAAAATAGCACCATGGGCACCAGCCCCTACAATACAAAAACCGCCTATCCACATATGATGCGTAAAAATAGACAGTTGTGTACCATAATCTGTTGCTAAATAAGGGTATGGGGGCATAGAATACATATGATGTGCAACTAGAATTGATAAAGAACCAAATAATGCTAAGTTAATTGCTAGTTGTGCATGCCATGATGTTGTTAAAATTTCATAAAGCCCAACGTGACCTTCACCTGTAAATGGGCCTTTATGTGCTTCTAAAATTTCTTTAATGCTGTGTCCAATTCCCCAATTTGTACGATATTGATGACCTGCTACTAAGAATAATACAGCAATTGCTAAATGATGGTGTGCTGTATCACTTAACCATAAACCGCCAGTTACTGGATTTAAACCACCTTTAAAAGTTAAAAAATCACTATAATCAATCCAATTTAATGTGAAAAACGGTGCTAACCCTTTTGCAAAACTTGGGAATAAGTCGGCCATAATCATTTTATTTAATAAAAATTCATGCGGTAATGGGATTTCTTTTGGATCTACCCCAGCATCTAATAATTTATTAATTGGTAATGAAACGTGTATTTGGTGACCTGCCCATCCTAAACTTCCTAAGCCTAATAACCCGGCTAAATGATGATTTAACATAGATTCAACATTTTGGAACCATTCTAATTTTGGTGCCGCTTTATGGTAATGGAACCACCCTGCAAAGAAACACGCGGCAGCTAGCACTAAACCACCTATCGCTGTTGCATACAACTGTAATTCACTTGTAATACCGCTTGCTCGCCATAATTGGAAGAAACCTGATGTTATTTGGACACCTTGAAAACCGCCCCCTACGTCACCGTTTAAAATTTCTTGACCTACAATAGGCCAAACAACTTGTGCACTTGGTTTAATGTGAGTTGGATCACTTAACCAAGCTTCATAATTTGAGAAGCGTGCACCGTGAAAATACATAGTTTTTAAGTTTTTACTTAAAAAAGATCCATGCATGCTTTTAAAAAAAGCACATGGCTCATATTCGTGTTTTATTTGTTTTGTACTGTGTTGTTTTAATATTATAACATTTAGATTTCTCTTTTTTTTCATATCCTTATTCTAAAATTTCTCATTTTTGATTCCTCTTATGTAAGTTTTCGTATTCTAATTAACTAATAATAAGTTAATTAGAATACGTAACTTACATAAGAGCTATACCGGTTCTCCAAGCACCTCTTCTCACAGAAGAACTGCTGCTGTTCGGGGTGTTCCACCGGGCAGAAGGGGTTCTTCAGCGATTCTTTCCTTTCCTCCTTCCCTTTGTTCCTTTCTCCACCCCCTCGATGGCTCTTCCTTGGTTTTTCGGCCCCCTCTTCCTTGGAAATTCCCTTTTTAATGAACTATAACAAAGTTATAGTTCATTAAAAAGGGAATTTCCAAGGAGAGGCTTGGGGGCCCCTGCCCCAAGTTGGGGCTAGGGGCCCCCGACCTCCTTCTTTCCTTGTTTTTTCCCTTAAACCTAAGTATAGTCTGACTATACTTAGGTTTAAGGGAAAAAACAAGGACAGGGCGGCCAACGAGCCCCCAGCCCCAAGTTGGGGCTCTTCCTATGTTTTTCGGCCCCCTCGTTGGTCGGGGGCTCGGGGGCCCCTGCCCCAAGTTGGGGCAGGGGCCCCCAACCCCAGCCTTGGGGCTGGGGTTGGGGGCCCCTGCCCCAACTTGGGGCAGGGGCCCCCGAGCCCCCGACCAACGAGGGGGCCGAAAAACATAGGAAGAGCCCCCGACCTCCTTCGGGTTCGATGGCCACCCCCTCTTCCTATGTTTTCCTCTCTCTTTCTGCTACCCTTCGGCTCCCTTCCCTCTTTCCCTCCGGTCCCTACGGCTCCGGCTACCCTTCGGTTGGGGCAGGGGCCACCCCGAGGCTTTCCTTGTTTTTCCTCTACCCCTCCGGCGAGGAAGTTTTCCCCTTATAAATAAGTTTAGACCGAAGGGGTCTAGCTAAACTTATTTATAAGGGGAAAACTACTGAAAGGGTCCAGGCTCCGGCTTAAAACTAAGTATAGACCGAAGGGGTATAGCTATACTTAGTTTTAAGCCGGAGCTAGGAAGTTTCTCCCTCCCTCCTACCCTACGGCTCCGGCTCCGGCTTATAAATAAGTTTAGACCGAAGGGGTCTAGCTAAACGTATTTATAAGGGGGCCCCTAGACCGAAGGCGGCCCCGCCCAGACTTGGGGCTAGGGGTTGGGGGCCCCTGCCCCAACTCTGGGCGGGGCCGCCTTCGGTCTAGGGGCCCCCGAGCCCCCGAGGAAAACTTCCTCGCCCCTCGTAGGCCGGGTCGGCCTACGAGACCGGAGGGGTAGAGGAAAAACAAGGACGGCCCCCAACCCCAGCCCATACTTGGGGCTGGGGTTGGGGGGCCCCGACCCCCCCGAGCCGCAGAAGGGGTGGAGAAAACACAGGGTAGGGAAAACTCCCTATACCTTTTTTAATCAATTTTTATAGGGGTTTGGTATAAATTTCTTTAAACTAAAACCCGACGTATGTTAAACCTCCTATACCTTTTTTAATCAATTTTTATAGGGGCTCGTTGGCCGCCCTGTCCTTGTTTTTTCCTCGGGGGCCCCTAGCCCCAAGTTGGGGCTAGGGGCCCCCAACCCTTAAAACTAAGTATAGTCAGACTATACTTAGGTTTAAGGGTTGGGGGCCCCTAGCCCCAACTTGGGGCTAGGGGCCCCCGAGGAAAAAACAAGGAAAGAAGGAGGCCAACGAGGGGGTTTGGTATAAATTTCTTAAAACTAAAACCCTACGTATGTTAAACCTCCTATACCTTTTTTTATCAAATTTTATAGGGGTTTGGTATAAATTTCTTAAAACGAACACCCGACGTATGTTAAACCTCCTATACCTTTTTTTATCCATTTTTATAGGGGTTTGGTATAAATTTCGTAAAACTAAAACACGACGTATGTTAAACCTCCTCTACCTTTTTTTATCAAATTTTATAGGGGTTTGGTATAAATTTCGTAAAACTAAAACACGACGTATGTTAAACCTCCTATACCTTTTTTTATCAAATTTTATAGGGGTTTGGTATAAATTTCGTAAAACTAAAACACGACGTATGTTAAACCTCCTATACCTTTTTTTATCAAATTTTATAGGGGTTTGGTATAAATTTCTTAAAACTAAAACCCTACGTATGTTAAACCTCCTATACCTTTTTTTATCAATTTTTATAGGGGCTCGTTGGGTTCGAAGGCTCGGGGGCCCCTGCCCCAAGTTGGGGCAGGGGCCCCCGACCACCCCCGGCCTCCTTCTTTCCTTGTTTTTTCGGCCCCCTCGTTGGTCGGGGGGCCCCCAGCCCCAACTTGGGGCTGGGGGCCCCCGAGCCCCAGCCCCAACTTGGGGCTGGGGCCCCCGAGCCGCAGCAGGGGCGGCCAACGAGCCCCTAGCCCCAAGTTGGGGCTAGGGGCCCCCATTAAACCTAAGTATAGACCGAAGGGGTCTAGCTATACTTAGTTTTAATGGGGGCCCCTAGCCCCAAGTATGGGCTAGGGGCCCCCTTAAAACTAAGTATAGACCGAAGGGGTCTAGCTCTACTTAGGTTTAATGGGGGCCCCTAGCCCCAACTTGGGGCTAGGGGCTCGTTGGCCGCCCTGTCCTTGTTTTTTCCCTTAAACCTAAGTATAGTCAGACTATACTTAGGTTTAAGGGAAAAAACAAGGAAAGAAGGAGGTCGGGGGCCCCTAGCCCCAACTTGGGGCAGGGGCCCCCTCTTCCTTGGAAATTCCCTTTTTAATGAACTATAACTTTGTTATAGTTCATTAAAAAGGGAATTTCCAAGGAAGAGGGGGCCGAAAAACCAAGGACGGGCTTTTCCTTGGGTTTTCCCCTTAAAACTAAGTAGAGACCGAAGGGGTCTAGCTCTACTTAGTTTTAAGGGGGCCCCTAGCCCCAACTTGGGGCTAGGGGCCCCCGAGGAAAACCCAAGAACGGGCTTTTCCTTGGTTTTTCCCCTTAAAACTAAGTATAGTCTGACTATACTTAGGTTTAAGGGGAAAAACCAAGAACGGGCTTGGGGGCCCCTGCCCCAAGTTGGGGCTAGGGGCCCCCGACCCCTGCCCATAGTTGGGGCTAGGGGCCCCCGACCCCTGCCCATAGTTGGGGCTAGGGGCCCCCGACCCCTGCCCATAGTTGGGGCTAGGGGCCCCCGACCCCTGCCCATAGTTGGGGCTAGGGGCCCCCGACCCCTGCCCATAGTTGGGGCTAGGGGCCCCCGACCCCTGCCCCAAGTATGGGCTGGGGGCCCCCGACCCCCGACCCAGCTCGGGGGCCCCTAGCCCCAAGTTGGGGCTAGGGGCCCCCCAAGTATGGGCTGGGGGCCCCCAACCCCCAAGCCCCGAGCCAAATAAGTAAAAACAAAGGCCAAACAAGGAAATAATACGTTCAAATAAGGAAATAATACGTTCAAATAAGGAAATAATACGTTCAAATAAATAAGTAAATAAACGTACAAATAAGGGCTAGGTCCGGCTCTCCCTTCCCTCCCCTCTTTCCCTCCGGGGGGCTCTTCCTTTCTCCCTCCCTACCCTACGGTCCCTTCTTCCCTCCGGCTACGGCTCCGGTCGGGGGGCTCGGGGGCCCCTAGCCCCAAGTTGGGGCAGGGGCTCGTTGGCCGCCCCCGGCCAACGAGGGGGCCCCCAACCCCCAGCCTTGGGGCTGGGGGTCGGGGGCCCCTAGCCCATACTTGGGGCAGGGGTCGGGGGTCGGGGGTCGGGGGCCCCTAGCCCCAACTATGGGCAGGGGTCGGGGGCCCCTAGCCCCAACTATGGGCAGGGGTCGGGGGCCCCTAGCCCCAACTATGGGCAGGGGTCGGGGGCCCCTAGCCCCAACTTGGGGCAGGGGCCCCCAAGCCCGTTCTTGGTTTTTCCCCTTAAACCTAAGTATAGTCAGACTATACTTAGTTTTAAGGGGAAAAACCAAGGAAAAGCCCGTTCTTGGGTTTTCGGCCCCCTCGTTGGCCGGGGGCTCGTTGGCCGCCCCCTCGTTGGCCGGGGGCTCGTTGGCCGCCCCCTCGTTGGCCGGGGGCTCGTTGGCCGCCCCCTCGTTGGCCGGGGGCGGCCAACGAGCCCCCGGCCAACGAGGGGGCGGCCAACGAGCCCCCGGCCAACGAGGGGGCGGCCAACGAGCCCCCGGCCAACGAGGGGGCGGCCAACGAGCCCCCGGCCAACGAGGGGGCCGAAAACCCAAGGAAAAGCCCCCAACCCCTGCCCCAAGTATGGGCTAGGGGCTCGTTGGCCGCCCTGTCCTTGTTTTTCTCCGCCCCTCCGGTTTAAAACTAAGTATAGCTAGACCCCTTCGGTCTATACTTAGGTTTAAGGGGGCCCCTAGCCCATACTTGGGGCTAGGGGGGCCCCTGCCCCAACTCTGGGCGGGGCCGCCTTCGGTCTAGGGGCCCCCGAGCCCCCGAGGAAAAAACAAGGAAAGAAGGAGGCCAACGAGGGGGCCCCCAACCCCCGACCCCCAACCCCCGACCCCTTGCACACATTCAACCACTGGAACATTCACAAACAACGCCTACAGACCCAGATCATATTAAACCTCTGGAACAATCAACAGATCCGCCTCTGGAACAATCAACAGATCCGCCTCTGGAACAATCAACAGATCCGCCTTTGGAACAATCAACAGATCAGCCTCTGGCACAAAATCAACATCAGGCTCTGGAACAAACAACAGCCTCTGGAACAAACAACAGCCTTTGGAACAAAATCCAAATCTAACTCTGGAACAAACAACAGCCTCTGGAACAAAATTCAGATCTGACTCTGGAACAAAATCCAAATCTAACTCTGGAACAAACAACAGCCTCTGGAACAAAATACAGATCCGACTCTAGAACAAAATCCAAATCTAACTCTGGAACAAACAGAAACCTCTTATTAAGAACAAAATCAACCCTCTTATTAAGAACAAAAACCAGAATAGCCTCTTATTAAGAACAAAAACCAGAATAGCCTCTTATTAAGAACAAACTCAACATCAGCCTCTTATTAAGAACAAAAACAACCCTCTTATTAAGAACAAAAACCAGAATAGCCTCTTATTAAGAACAAAAACCAGAATAGCCTCTTATTAAGAACAAAACCCAAAATAGCCTCTTATTAAGAACAAACTCAACATCAGCCTCTTATTAAGAACAAAATCAACCCTCTTATTAAGAACAAAAACCAGAAGAGCCTCTTATTAAGAACAAAAACCAGAATAGCTTCTGGAACAAAACCCAGAATAGCCTCTTATTAAGAACAAACTCAACATTAGCCCTCGGCACCAGAACAAACTAAACCTCTGGCACAAAAGAAAACAAAGCACAAAAAAAGATCAGCTTATGGATGGGGTTGGGGGCCCCCTCGTTGGCCGGCAGAAGGGCGGCCAACGAGCCCCTGCCCCAACTTGGGGCAGGGGTCGGGGGCCCCTAGCCCCAACTTGGGGCAGGGGCTCGTTGGCCGCCCTTCTGCCGGCCAACGAGGGGGCCCCCAAGCCCGTTCTTGGTTTTTCCTCGGGGGCTCGGGGGCCCCTAGACCGAAGGCGGCCCCGCCCAGAGTTGGGGCAGGGGCCCCCAACCCCTAGCCCCAAGTTGGGGCTAGGGGCCCCCTTAAACCTAAGTATAGTCTGACTATACTTAGTTTTAAGGGGGCCCCTAGCCCCAACTTGGGGCTAGGGGTTGGGGGCCCCTGCCCCAACTCTGGGCGGGGCCGCCTTCGGTCTAGGGGCCCCCGAGCCCCCGAGGAAAAAACAAGGAAAGAAGGAGGCCGGGGGTGGTCGGGGGCCCCTGCCCCAACTTGGGGCAGGGGCCCCCGAGCCTTCGAACCCAACGAGGGGGTTTGGTATTAATTTCTTAAAACTAAAACCCGACGTATGTTAAACCTCCTATACCTTTTTTTATCCATTTTTATAGGGGTCTAAATTTCTTAAAACTAAAACCCGACGTTTCTTCCTATGTTTTTACCCTTATAATTAACTATAACAAAGTTATAGTTAATTATAAAGGTAAAAACATAGCCGGACCGAACCGAAGGGTAGGAGAGCCGGACCGGACCGGAGGGTAGGAGAGCCGGACCGGAGGGAAGGAGAGAAGGAAGGAAGGGCTCGGGGGGGCCCTGCCCAACTTGGGGCTGGGGCCCCCCAACCCCAGCCCATACTTCGGGGGCTCTTCCCCTCGATGAAGCAGCCGGGGCTCGATGGCCGCCCCTTCTGCGGCCGGGGGTGGCCATCGAGCCCCGGCTGCTTCATCGAGGGGAAGAGCCCCCAAGCCCCAACCCCCAACCCCGAGCCATCGAACGAACCGAATACGGCGATTCATAGCAAAGCTATAATTATAAGTAAGAACAAGAAGTGGCCCTATGGTATTATAACGGTCCCCGAATAATAAGTAAGACTAGCTTACTTAAAGGAAAAGAGAGGAAAATGCTGAGACGGAAAAGCAGGAAGAAAAAGGAAGAGCAACGTTTCCTTTCCTTATTATTTATTTATTTATTTATTTACTTGACGCTAAAAAAAAAGGGCCGGCTGCTTCGCCTTAAACCGGTTGCATTCCTTTCTCCGCCCCTACCCTACGGCTCTCTCTTAGGTAAGTTTTCCTCTCTCTTTCTGCTACCCTTCGGCTACCCTACGGCTCCTACCCTCCCCTCTTACGCTTCGCTCCCTCCGGCTCTACCACTTCGTTCCCTCCGGTCGGGGGCTCTTCCTTGGTTTTTCGGCCCCTAGCCCCAAGTTGGGGCTAGGGGCCCCCAACCCTTAAACCTAAGTATAGTCTGACTATACTTAGGTTTAAGGGTTGGGGGCCCCTAGCCCCAACTTGGGGCTAGGGGCCGAAAAACCAAGGAAGAGCCCCCAACCCCCAGCCCATACTTGGGGCTGGGGGTCGGGGGCCCCTAGCCCCAACTTGGGGCAGGGGCTCGTTGGCCGCCCCCTCGTTGGCCGGGGGCTCGTTGGCCGCCCCCGGCCAACGAGGGGGCGGCCAACGAGCCCCCGGCCAACGAGGGGGCCGCCCCCGAGCTCCGGCTACGGCGGTCTCTTCCTTCTACCCTCCGGCTCTCCCCTCCCTTCCTTCCTTCTACCCTCCGGCTACCCTTCGGTCCGGCTCTCCCCTCCCCTACGGCTCCTACCCTTCGGTTCCTCTCCCTCCCTCCTTCCCTACGGCTCCGGCTCCGGTCCGGTCCGGGTAGACCACTTCGTTCCCTACGGCTTCGGCTTCGGTCCGGTCCGGCTCCTCTACCACTTCGTTCCCTTCGGTACGGTCCGGCTCTTACGCTCTGCTACCCTTTCCCCTACGGCGGCCTCTCCCCTTCGGTACGGCTCCGGCTCCGGTCCGGTCCGGCTCCTCTACCACTTCGTCTCCTCTACCCTACGGTCCCTTCTTCCCTCCGGTCGGGGGGGGGCCCAGCCACAACTTGGGGGCCCCCGAGCTCCGGTCCGGCTAGGTTTTCTCCACCCCCTCGATGGACTCCTTCTTTCCTTGTTTTTTCTCGGGGTGGCCCCCTCGTTGGCCGGGGGCGGCCAACGAGCCCCTGCCCCAAGTTGGGGCTAGGGGCCCCCGAGCCCCATTAAAACTAAGTATAGCTAGACCCCTTCGGTCTATACTTAGTTTAAATGGGGCCCCTAGACCGAAGGGTCCCAGACTTGGGGCTAGGGGCCCCTGCCCCAACTCTGGGACCCTTCGGTCTAGGGGCCCCCGAGCCCCCGAGAAAAAACAAGGACAGGGCGGTCGGGGGCCCCTAGCCCCAACTTGGGGCAGGGGCCCCCAAGCCTCTCCTTCGATGGCCACCCCGGCCATCGAGGGGAAATTCCCTTTTTAATGAACTATAACTTTGTTATAGTTCATTAAAAAGGGAATTTCCCCTCGATGGCCGGGGTGGCCATCGAAGGAAGAGCCCCTCCGGTTTAAAATTTTAGTCAGACCGAAACCGGAGGGAGCGAAGCGTAAGAGGCTGTACTTAGTTTTAAGCCGGAGCCGTAGGGAGCGAAAAGAGAGAGCCGTAGCCGTAGGGTAGGAGGAAGGGATAAAACTTACCTAAGAGAGAGCCGTAGCCGGAGGGGTCGGGGGGGGCTCTTCCTTGGTTTTCTCCCTCCCTCCTACCCTACGGCTCCGGTCGGGGGCCCCTAGCCCCAACTCTGGGCGGGGCCGCCTTCGGTCTAGGGGCCCCCGAGCTCCGGCTTAAAACTAAGTATAGACCGAAGGGGTCTAGCTATACTTAGTTTTAAGCCGGAGCTCGGGGGCCCCTAGACCGAAGGCGGCCCCGCCCAGAGTTGGGGCTAGGGGCCCCCGACCGGAGCCGTAGGGTAGGAGGGAGGGAGAAAACCAAGGAAGAGCCCCCCGAGCGGAACGAAGTAGTAGAGCCGGACCGGACCGAAGCCGAAGCCGTAGGGAACGAAGTGGTCTACCCGGACCGGACCGGAGCCGGAGCCGTAGGGAAGGAGGGAGGGAGAGGAACCGAAGGGTAGGAGCCGTAGGGGAGGGGAGAGCCGGAGCCGTAGGGAGCGAAGCGTAAGAGGGAAGGAAGGGATTCCTTATTTATAAGTAAGTAACTAACAAGTTGATTCTACCCTCGCTATAGGTAGGAGGCCTCCTATGTTTAGAGGGAAAATTCTAAGTAACCGGTTTCGGGTGTTCTTAAAGGTAGGAGCACCATTTCTTCCTGTGGGCAGCGGGAAGAGCCTGTCTCTACCTATCATAGAATAGGATATAGCAGTTCTCCCGCAGAAGGGCTTCTTCTGTGGTTCTTGGCGTACTTTCTTATAGGAATCCTCTTATAAGTAGCAGACGGAGTTCTTGTAGGGTAAGTTTAAGGCGTTTCCTATTCTTACTTTAAGAAAGTAAGAGGCCTGCTATAAAGTAAAGCGTACTTTAAAGCGTCTACCTCTTACTCTCTTACTTACTCTCTTACTTACTTACTGGCTTACCGTTTAGGAGGGAGCAGAAGAGGGGGAGAGGCTTACTTATAATAAGATTTTTCTACAGCGAAATAGAGAAATAAGGGAGGTTGGGAATCTTACTTATAAGTAAGAAGGATAAGTTAAAAGCTTATAGCAGGAAAGAATCCTCCATCTTAAGAATTCTAAGCTTTATAAGAGTAAAAACTTACTTATAAGTAAGCCCGGTCCTCTCTATCCTAATATGTTTCCCCTTCGCTCTATGCCCTTTTCCATTTCTTCTCCTTTATGCGGTAAGTAAGAGCCGTATTTTACCTCTTATAGCTTATAGCAGGGTTAAACAGCCTGTTACTCTTTTCCCTTCCGTCGACGCGCCCCTTAGCCCTCCGAGGGCGGAAAAGGGAATATTTACTTACTTACGTACTTACTTACTCTCTTACTTACTCTCTTAGCGAAGCGTTTCCCCGACTCTTCCTTGGTTTTTCGGCCCCCTCGTTGGCCGGGGGCGGCCAACGAGCCCCCAGCCCCAAGTTGGGGCTGGGGGCCCCCGACCGGAGGGTAGGAGGGAGAAAGGAAGAGCCCCCCGACCGCCCTCTTATTAAGAGAAGAACTCTTTCTCTATAAACGCCTAGGCTTAATGGGCTACTACTAGAAGAACCCCTCATTTATTCCTTCTTTAAGCGGGTTGTCCCCTTATTTAGTTATAAGACCCCTTATTTACTTATTTGGACATTTATTTACTTAGAAGTAACCTTATTTACTTATTTATACCCTTATTTACTTATAAATACACTTATTTACTTATTTGTACATTTATTTACTTATTTGGGTCGGGGGCCCCCTCGTTGGCCGGGGGCGGCCAACGAGCCCCAAGCCCCAACTTGGGGCTTGGGGTCGGGGGCCCCTAGCCCCAACTTGGGGCAGGGGCCCCCAAGCCCCCGAGCGGTTTTTTACTTATTTTGACGGTTTTTTACTTATTTGGGCTGGGGGCTCTTCCTTGGTTTTTCCCCTTAAAACTAAGTATAGTCAGACTATACTTAGTTTTAAGGGGAAAAACCAAGGAAGAGCCCCCGAGCGTTTTTTTACTTATTAGGTTTAAAAGCCGTCCTTTAAAGGAGACGTGCCCTTTACAAGACTCTTATTTAGTTATTTGTTAAAAGCAGGAATACGGAAACCGCCTTCTTCGAAGGAAGAAGGAAAAGGGATGGTTCCCCCGAAAAGGGAGCCCGTAGGCTGGGCCTACTCTCCCCATAAAAACCCGGCCTCCTTCTTTAAGCGGGTGCCCCCTCTTATTAAGAGATCCAGCGGGTTTCTTCTTAATAATAGCAGGGAGGCCGGAGCAGCGATTCCTGCAGCCGGAGGGGTAGAGGCTGACTCTTGTTTGTTTGTTTGTTAAGAGTAGCAATCCGCGCGGTCTTTTAAGGAGCGCTGCTTCTTTAACCTCTTAGGCTGTAAGGGGTCGGGGGCTCGGGGGTTGGGGGCCCCCAGCCCCAACTTGGGGCTGGGGGCCCGTCCTTGGTTTTTCGGCCCCTAGCCCCAAGTTGGGGCTAGGGGCCCCCGACCATTAAAATGAACTATAACTAAGTTATAGTTCATTTTAATGGTCGGGGGCCCCTAGCCCCAACTTGGGGCTAGGGGCCGAAAAACCAAGGACGAGCCCCCGAGCCTACTCTTTAAATAAAAAAAATAGAAAAGGAAAGAAGAAACGGGCTTCGCAGAGGGTACCGGATGGTCGCAGCAGTTCTGAGAGCACGCCCCTCTTCCTATGTTTTCCTCTACCCCTCCGGTCTCTTCCCCTCGCTGGCCCCTCGATGGCCGGGGTGGTCGGGGGTGGCCAGCGAACCCTTGGTTTTCCTCTACCCCTCCGGTCCCTCCGGCTTAAAACTAAGTATAGCTAGACCCCTTCGGTCTATACTTAGTTTTAACGGGAAAAACCAAGGAGAGGCTTGGGGGCTCTCTGTAGGTTTTTCGGCCCCTAGCCCCAAGTTGGGGCTAGGGGCCCCCGACCATTAAAATGAACTATAACTTAGTTATAGTTCATTTTAATGGTCGGGGGCCCCTAGCCCCAACTTGGGGCTAGGGGCCGAAAAACCAAGGACGGGCTTGGGGGCCCCTGCCCATAGTTGGGGCTGGGGGCCCCCGACCCCCAGCCCCAAGTTGGGGCAGGGGCCCCCCGAGCCCCAGCCTTGGGGCTGGGGCCCCCGAGCCATCGAACCCCCGGCTGCTAAATCGAGGGGCTCGGGGGCCCCAGCCCCAAGGCTGGGGTCCCCTACGGCTCTCTCTTGGTTTTCTCCCTCCCTCCCTCCTACCCTACGGCTACGGCTCCGGCTCCGGCTTAAAACTAAGTATAGACCGAAGGGGTCTAGCTATACTTAGTTTTAAGCCGGAGCCGGAGCCGTAGCCGTAGGGTAGGAGGGAGGGAGGGAGAAAGGACGGGCTTTTCCTTGGTTTTTCCCATTAAAATGAACTATAACCTGGTTATAGTTCATTTTAATGGGAAAAACCAAGAACGGGCTTGGGGGCCCCTGCCCCAAGTTGGGGCTAGGGGCCCCCGACCCCTGCCCCAAGTATGGGCTGGGGGCCCCCGACCCCAGCCACAAGTATGGGCTGGGGCCCCCCGACCGCAGAAGGGGTGGAGAAAACTAAGAGAGAGCCGTAGCCGGAGGGGTCGGGGGCCGTCCTTGGTTTTCTCCCTCCCTCCCTCCTACCCTACGGCTACGGCTCCGGCTCCGGCTTAAAACTAAGTAGAGCTAGACCCCTTCGGTCTATACTTAGTTTTAAGCCGGAGCCGGAGCCGTAGCCGTAGGGTAGGAGGGAGGGAGAAAACCAAGGAAAGCCCCAACTTGGGGCTGGGGCTCGGGGGCCCCCAGCCCCAAGTTGGGGCTGGGGGCCCCCCGAGCGGTAGGAGAGAGCCCCTCCCTTTATGGAAATCGACATATTAAGTTAAGTTTAGTTTTTAAGGCAAAGCAGCTCCTGCTATGGAAGATTCTTGCACATATAAGTAAGTAAGATCCGCCTTCCTATTAGGTGCTCCTGCAAAATATGTGCCTTCTTCTTTCTTTCTTTTATGTGCAAGAACCCGGTGCCTTCTTCTTTTATGTGCTCATTATGTGCTCCTGCTATGTGCTCCTGCTATAGAAGCGGAGGGCTGCTTCGCCGCACATATAATTAAGTAAGACTCCTTCTTCTTTTTTTATGTGCTCCTGCTATGGAAGAAAGCGGGTGGTACACATATAAGGAAAGCTATGTGCCTTCTTCTTTCTTTTATGTGCTCCTATAAGTAAGAGGAAACTTAAAAACTGCTCTGCTCTTCGGCTTAGAGAAATACTGCATAGTAAGAGCACGACCCCGCCCTTCCTTCATATAAGTGGCTTTGGGCAGCGATTCCTGCAGCCTGTTCTTCTTTTAAATCAGCAAAGAGAAGAAACTCCTATAGTAAGAAGAACAGGTGTTCTTCTTCTTTATAGCAAAAAAAGCATTTCCATAAAAGGAAAAAGCGCCGCATTTCCTTTCCTTAATATACTTATATTTATTTTACCGAAGGGTACTAACCGTAGGGTACTTATAAGTAAGTAAGAAACTTATAAGTAAGTAAGTATTCCAATAATTTGTGCTTTTAACTCCTGCACAGCCCGTCTAACGCGTATTCGCATTTCCTTTCCTTAATCAGCTTCTTATAAGCCGAAGCGTACTGGCTTACTTATAAGAAAGGGCTCTCTCTTACTTAAGAGGGCTTGGTGCTCCTATAAAACAAGAAGAGAAATGGAAGCAGGTGTTCTCCCGCCATGGCTATAAGCTACTTATAAGTAAGAGGTAGCATAATCTTCTTACCGTCTGCTACTGGCCCCCTTCGGTTACTTATAAGTAACAAAATAAGGGTTCTATACCAATAAGAAGGGGATGGGAGGCCTGTGCTCCTGCTATAAGCTACTTCTAAGCTATTACCCTTCGGTAAGTCAGTACCCTTCTGCTGTTCTTCTGCGAGAGGTAGAAAAATCTTCTTACTTATAAATAAAAATTTCTATCTATAAGTGTTCTTGCGCAAAGAGAAATGGAGGTGTTCTTCCTTAAAGCCTAGGAATCTTACTTACTTACTTACTTACTTATAAGAGCAGGAAATGTTAATGACCCTTTCGTTCGGGAAGTCTGCCTTTAAAGAGGGGCCTACTCTTAACTAACAACCAAAATACCAAAAAATATGGGGCGCTCGACCCCTCTCTGCGCCTTAAAACCGGAGGGAAAGAGGGGTCGGGGGGCCCCTGCCCCAAGTTGGGGCAGGGGCCCCCCGAGCCTCTTTCCCTCCGGTTTTAAGGCGCTGAGCCATAAAGGAGCATCAACGCTTGTAGTTCTCTTTCCACTGAAAGTTTTGTCTGGGCTCTTACTTATAAGTAAGAAGCCCCGCCTTTAAATGTTTAAGGCGACATTAAACTTATACGTAGAAGGCACGTATTGCTATTCTTAACAAACAAAACTTATAAACAAAAAAAACTTATAAACTTATAAACTTATCAACAAATAAGATAACTACTCTTAAAAGAAAGAAAGAAAGAAAGAAAGAAAGAAAGAAAGAAAGAAAGAAAGAAAGAAAGAAAGAAAGAAAGAAAGAAAGAAAGAAAGAAAGAAACCGAAGGGTAGAGGGAAAGAAAGAAAGAAACCGAAGGGTAGAGGGAAAGAAAGAAACCGAAGGGTAGAGGGAAAGAAAGAAACCGAAGGGTAGAGGGAAAGAAAGAAAGAAAGAAACCGAAGGGTAGAGGGAAAGAAAGAAAGAAAGAAAGAAAGAAACCGAAGGGTAGAGGGAAAGAAAGAAAGAAACCGAAGGGTAGAGGGAAAGAAAGAAAGAAAGAAAGAAAGAAAGAAACCGAAGGGTAGAGGGAAAGAAAGAAAGAAAGAAACCGAAGGGTAGAGGGAAAGAAAGAAAGAAACCGAAGGGTAGAGGGAAAGAAAGAAAGAAAGAAACCGAAGGGTAGAGGGAAAGAAAGAAAGAAACCGAAGGGTAGAGGGAAAGAAAGAAACCGAAGGGTAGAGGGAAAGAAAGAACCCGTAGCCGGAGGGTAGGGAGACCAGAGGGTATAGGGAAAGAAAGAACCCGTAGCTCGGGGGCCCCCAGCCCATAGTATGGGCTGGGGGACCCCGACCGGAGGGTAGGGAGACCAGAGGGTAGAGGGAAAGACCCCGTAGCTCGGGGGCCCCCAGCCCATAGTCTGGGCTGGGGGTCGGGGGCCCCTAGCCCATACTTGGGGCAGGGGCCCCCAAGCCCCCGACCGGAGGGTAGGGAGACCAGAGAGTAAAGGGAAAGAACCCGTAGCTCGGGGGCCCCCAGCCCATAGTATGGGCTGGGGGTCGGGGGCCCCTAGCCCATACTTGGGGCAGGGGCCCCCAAGCCCCCGACCGGAGGGTAGGGAGACCAGAGGGTAGAGGGAAAGAACCCGTAGCTCGGGGGCCCCCAGCCCATAGTATGGGCTGGGGGTCGGGGGCCCCTAGCCCATACTTGGGGCAGGGGCCCCCAAGCCCCCGACCGGAGGGTAGGGAGACCAGAGGGTAAAGGGAAAGAACCCGTAGCTCGGGGGCCCCAGCCCATAGTATGGGCTGGGGGTCGGGGGCCCCTAGCCCATACTTGGGGCAGGGGCCCCCAAGCCCCCGACCGGAGGGTAGGGAGACCAGAGGGTAGAGGGAAAGAACCCGTAGCTCGGGGGCCCCCAGCCCATAGTATGGGCTGGGGGTCGGGGGCCCCTAGCCCATACTTGGGGCAGGGGCCCCCAAGCCCCCGACCGGAGGGTATGGAGACCAGAGGGTAGAGGGAAAGAACCCGTAGCCGGATCCGGAGGGGTCGGGGGGCCCCTGCCCATACTTGGGGCAGGGGGCGGGGCCCGTCCTTGTTTTTTCGGCCCCTAGCCCCAAGTTGGGGCTAGGGGCCCCCAACCCTTAAAACTAAGTATAGTCAGACTATACTTAGTTTTAAGGGTTGGGGGCCCCTAGCCCCAACTTGGGGCTAGGGGCCGAAAAAACAAGGAAAGCCCATACTTGGGGGGCCCCCAGCCCCAACTTGGGGCTGGGGGCCCCCGAGCTGGGGCCTCTCTTTCAGCTTATAGCAGGAAAGAATTCTCCATTTCTTTCTTTCATACTTACTTACTTACTTATAAGAGCAATCTGGGAAGGGTGCTCTTACCTACCTATAAGAATCTAATAAAGCCGGTTTCGGGTGTTACCCTACGGTCCTCTCTCTTATTTGTTTTTTCCTAATATGTTCCTCCCCGTCGCCCTGTACTTTTTTTAAGGCAGAAGAAGAGCAGTCTCTATCTATAATAGCATAGTTCCTTTAAAGGAGGCCTGTTCCCGTTTCTTATAGGAATCCTTATTTACTTAGTTACTTATAAGTAAGAGATGGAAAAGACCAGTTCTCTTTCTCGAAAAAACAGGAAGAACTTATTAAGAGCAATAAGCCACTTATAGGTAGGTGGACCTCTTACTTATAAGTAGCAGACGGGAGTTCTTGTATCGTAGGGTACCCTACGGGACTCTGGGAAAAACTTGATTCTCTTCTAGCTTATAGCAGGAACTTTAAAGCAAGGGCTGCTATAAGGGAATTATAGGTATAGAACTCCTCTTATAAGTTAAGTAAGTACCCTACGTCTTTAGACGGGCTAGTACTTCGGGAATGATTCTACCTCTTATTTATAGCTTATTGCTCTTACTTAACTTATAAGTGAAATGCCATAGAGATCTTATTAAGAAAAGCCACTTACTTATAGGTATAGAACTCCTTTTATAAGTAAGAAGTTGATTCTGGTCTCCCTGGTCCTCCGAGCCTTAATAAGGAGCCCCCCTCTCTCCTGAGACTCCCTCCTACCCTCCGGCTCCGGCTACGGCTCCCTCCTTCCCTCCGGTCCGGCTACGGCTCCCTCCATCCGGCTACGGCTCCCCTACCCTACGGTCCCTTCCTTCCCTCCGGTCCGGTACGGCTACGGCTCCCCTACCCTACGGCTCCTACCCTCCCCTCTTACGCTTCGCTCCCTCCGGCTCTACCACTTCGTTCCCTCCGGTCGGGGTGGCCCCCTCGTTGGCCGGGGGCGGCCAACGAGCCCCTGCCCCAAGTTGGGGCTAGGGGCCCCCGACCCCCAGCCCCAACTTGGGGTCGGGGGCCCCTAGCCCCAACTTGGGGCAGGGGCTCGTTGGCCGCCCCCGGCCAACGAGGGGGCCCCCAAGCCGAGCTCCGGCTACGGCGGTCTCTTCTACCCTCCGGCTACCCTTCGGTCCGGCTACCCTCCGGTCCTTTAAGCTACGGCTCCGGTTCCCCTACGGCCTCCCTACCCTACGGTCCCTTCCTTCTACCCTATCCCCTACGGCGGTCGGGGGGGCTCGGGGGCCCCAGCTCGGGGGCTCGGGGGCCCCCCAAGTATGGGCAGGGGCCCCCAACCCCAGCCCATACTTGGGGCTGGGGTCTTCCTTGGTTTTCTCCCTCCTACCCTCCGGTCGGGGGCCCCCAGCCCATACTTGGGGCTGGGGGCCCCCGAGCTCCGGCTTAAAACTAAGTATAGACCGAAGGGGTCTAGCTATACTTAGTTTTAAGCTGGAGCTCGGGGGCCCCCAGCCCCAAGTATGGGCTGGGGGCCCCCGACCGGAGGGTAGGAGGGAGAAAACCAAGAACGGGCTTGGGGGCCCCTGCCCATACTTGGGGGGCCCCCAGCCCCAACTTGGGGTTGGGGCCCCCCCGAGTCCCTACGGCTCCGGCTCTCCCCTACCCTACGGCTCCTACCCTCTCCCCTACGGCGGTCTCTTCCTTCTACCCTCCGGCTACCCTTCGGTCCGGCTCCTCTACCACTTCGTTCCCTCCGGTCCGGCTTCCCTCCGGTCCGGCTCCGGCTCTTACGCTCTGCTACCCTTCGGTCCCTACGGCTTCGGTCGGGGGGCTTGGGGGCCCCTGCCCCAAGTTGGGGCTAGGGGCCCCCGACCCCCAGCCCATACTATGGGCTGGGGGACCCCGAGCCCCAGCCCCAACTATGGGCTGGGGCTCGGGGGCCCCTGCCCATAGTTGGGGCAGGGGCCCCCGAGCTCCGGTCCGGTCCGGGTCCTCTACCACTTCGTCTCCTCTACCCTACGGTTCCCTCGACCCCTCCGGTCCTACGGCTACGGCTACCCTCCGGGCCGGCCTACCTACGGCTCCTACCCTTCGGTTCCTTCCCTCTTTCCCTCCGGTCCCTCCGGCTCCGGCTCTCCCCTCCCCTACGGCTCCTACCCTCCGGTTCCTTCCTTCCTTCTACCCTCCGGCTTCCCTCCGGTCCGGCCTTCTACCCTCCGGCTTCCCTACGGTCCGGTCCGGCCTTCCCTCTACCACTTCGTTCCCTCCGGCTCCGGCTTCCCTACGGTCCGGTCCGGCCTTCCCTCTACCACTTCGTTCCCTCCGGCTCCGGCTTCCCTACGGTCCGGTCCGGCTCTCCCTCCCCTCCTACCCTCCGGCTCTTACGCTCTGCTACCCTTCGGTCCCTACGGCTACGGCTACGGCCCCGGCTCCGGTCCGGCTTTCCTCCGGGCCGGCTCCGGCTCTACCACTTCGTTCCCTACGGCTACGGTCGGGGGGGGGGCCTGCCCATACTTGGGGCTGGGGTTGGGGGCTCGGGGGCCCCTAGCCCCAAGTATGGGCTAGGGGCCCCAACCCCTGCCCATACTATGGGCTGGGGGTTGGGGGGCCCCTGCCCATACTATGGGCAGGGGTTGGGGGCCCCTGCCCATACTTGGGGCTTTCCTTGGTTTTCTCTTTCCTACCCTCCGGTCGGGGGCCCCCAGCCCCAACTTGGGGCTGGGGGCCCCCGACCGGAGGGTAGGAAAGAGAAAACCAAGGAAGAGCCCCCCGAGCTCCGGCTCCGGTCCGGCTCTTACACTTCGTTCCCTACGGCCTCTTTACCTCCGGCTACCCTCCGGTCCTTTAAGCTACGGCTCCTTTAAGCTCTTACGCTCTGCTACCCTTCGGTCGGGGGGGGGGCCCAGCCCCAACTATGGGCTGGGGCTCGGGGGCCCCCAGCCCATAGTTGGGTCGGGGGCCCCTAGCCCCAACTTGGGGCTAGGGGCCCCCGAGGCTTTCCTTGGTTTTTACCCTTAAACCTAAGTATAGTCAGACTATACTTAGGTTTAAGGGTAAAAACCAAGGACGGCCCCCCGAGTCCCTACGGCTACGGCCTCTTTCCCTCCGGCTACCCTCCGGTCCGGCTTCGGCGGAGAGACCGCTGTTCGGAAAAAGGAAGCCGCCTATATATATAAGCGTCCCAATAGCACCGGTTCCTGCAGCCGCTCTTCTTACTTTAAAAGGCGTTTCTTCACCGAAAGAGGCCTGCTATAAAGTTAAGCCTACTCGGTGCGACCTCTTATTTGGAAATAAGGATTGCTACTCTTAACAAACAAACAAAGAAAGGGTTATAGCAAATTATAAGAAGGAGGGCAAAGAAACTTATAAGAAGGGTACAGGGAATGGGCAAACTTATAAGTAAGAAGGGTACAGGGAAGGAAAGAAGAAACTTATAAGTAAGAAGGGTACAGGGAAGGAACAAATAAGTCTCCTCCCTTTTCGAAGAGGTTTCTTCTTCTGCTACTCTTAACAAACAAACCGAAGGGTACAGGGGGAGAGAGAGCCCGTCTGCTACAAATAAGAACCCCTGCTTCCGGTTCTTGCAGTTCTAAGGGGAACCAGCGGTCCACCCTTTCTTATAAGTAACCGAAGGGTAGTGGGCCAGTACCCTTCGGCTTATAGGAGCAGTTATTGCTAAACTTATTCCTTTTCGGTCGGGAAGGAGAGCAAGAACGGGTTTCCATTTTCTTAGAATACCCTTCGGCTTACTTATAGGAGCAGTTCTTGCTAAACTTATTCCTTTTCGGTATAAATTAAGGAAGGCAAATATTCCATTTTCTTTAATGACTTATTAGGAGCAAAAGGAGCAACCCTCCATTCAAATCTTATTAAGCCCTTGATCCTATAATAAACGCCCCATACTGCCTGAGGCTGCTACGCTGCTCTTAAGAGACGAAAAGGCCGAAAAGGGCTTCTGCTACTCTTAACAAATAAAAAAACAAAAGGGAAGGCAAATAAGAACAAGAACTGCTCCCTCTTCCTATGTTTTTACCCTTAAACCTAAGTATAGTCAGACTATACTTAGTTTTAAGCCGGAGCCGGAGGGTAGGAGGGAGAAAACATAGGAGGGCCGAGCAAAGAGATAGCAGATCTTGCTATAACTATAAGCAAACAAATAAGAACAAGAACTGCTCCCTATATGCCTTCTTTGGGACGAAGGGCTTCTGCGTTATAGAAGAACAAGAGGTCCCCTACTCTTAACAAACAAACAAAAAACCTTACCAGAGAGGGGAAACAAAAAAACCAAGGAGGGGGGAAAACTTATAAACAAACAAATAACCGAAGCAGAAGGGCTCGCCCTTCAGATCCCGGGGGAGCGCAGCGTAAGAGGGGAGCGTCTTACTTACTTATAAGTACCCTACGTCTTCCCTAGGTTAGTTCGGTAAGCGAGGGCTTACTTACTTATAAGTAAGAAAGCAGTTCTTATAAAGCCCTCGCCTTAACTTATACGCTAGTACGCTTCGCTGTGGGCCCCTACGCTACCCTTCGAAGCAGCCAGAACCCTTCGGTAGCAGCAGAAAATAGACTATATTCCTTACTTAACTTAATAAGAGCAGGGATTCTTCTTTAAGGGTCAGATTTCTAGAATGGGCGGGGCCGCCCTTCCCCTTTTAGGACATGCAAGTTTGTTTTTTTTTGTCCTTTAAAGCACCCCCGGCTCGGGGGGCTCTTCCTTTCTCCCTCCTTCCCTACGGTCGGGGGGCCCCTGCCCCAAGTATGGGCTAGGGGCCCCCGACCCCCAGCCCATACTTGGGGCAGGGGCCCCCCGACCGTAGGGTAGGAGGGAGAAAACCAAGGACGGGCTTGGGGGCCCCTGCCCCAAGTATGGGCTGGGGGCCCCCGACCCCCAGCCCCAAGTATGGGCTGGCCCCCCGAGTCCCTACGGCTCCGGCTTCCCTCCGGTTCGGTCCGGTCCGGCTCCGGTCCGGTCCGGCTCTCCCCTCCCCTCTTACACTTCGTCTCCCTTCCCTCTTTCCCTCCGGTCCCTACGGCTCCGGCTACCCTCCGGTCCGGCTCTCTCTTTCTGCTACCCTTCGGTCGGGGGGCCCCGTCCTTTCTCCCTCCCTCCTACCCTACGGCTCCGGCTCCGGCTTAAAACTAAGTATAGTCAGACTATACTTAGTTTTAAGCCGGAGCCGGAGCCGTAGGGTAGGAGGGAGGGAGAAAACCAAGGAAAGCCCATACTTGGGGCTGGGGGCCCCCGAGCCCCAGCCTTGGGGCTGGGGCTCGGGGGCCCCCAGCCCCAAGTATGGGCTGGGGCCCCCCGATCCTCTCTCTTTCTGCTACCCTTCGGCCGACAGAGCTACCCTTCGGCCTCTTACGCTCTGCTACCCTTCGGTCCCTCCGGTCCGGTCCGGTACGGCTCCGGCTCCGGCTCTACCCTACGGCTCCTACCCTCCGGTTCCTTCTACCCTCCGGCTCTCCCCTCCCCTCTTACACTTCGTCCTCTTACGCTTCGCTCCCTCCGGTACGGCTCCGGCTCTTACGCTCTGCTACCCTACGGTCCCTACGGCTCCGGTCGGGGGCTCGGGGGCCCCTAGCCCCAAGTTGGGGCAGGGGCCCCCAACCCCCAGCCTTGGGGCTGGGGGTCGGGGGCCCCTAGCCCCAACTTGGGGCAGGGGCCGCCCCCGAGCTCCGGTCCGGTCCGGCTTCGGTCCGGTTCGGTCCGGTCCGGCTCTCCCCTCCCCTCTTACGCTTCGCCGGGCCCCCCGAGCCATCGAGCCTGCTTCTTATTAAGTTAAGAGGGGAACAGCTAAGTTATTCTAGCCTAGCGGGGATTACTGGAATACCAGCTAAGTTATTCTAGTTGAGCCTCACGTCTAACTGAAACCAGACAGTCTAGTTGAGCCTAACGGGTGCGCCGGCAACCCCTCCATTCTAGTTATTAAACACCGTTAAACTCAACTAGAATGGCTGTCTCAATTTAACCAGCCCTTCTAGTTGTAACTAGAAGGGCTGGTTAATCTAAAAAAAAGCCATTCTAGTTGAGCCTAACGGTTTAAAACTAAAACCCAGCCATTCTAGTTGAGCCTAACGGTTTAAAACTTAAACCCAGCCATTCTAGTTGAGCCTAACGGTGTTTCCCGGAAAACCCTCCATTCTAGTTATTAACCTAGGCATATCCATAATGGCTGGTTTCATTTAAACCAACCCTTCCAACTCTTTCTATTTGAGCATAACGTGTTTAGTCTCAGTTTTACCCCCTATGCATAAATAGAAACTTCCATTTATGCCAAAGAAGTACCAAATAGAAGGGCTGGGTTCAAGTAACCAGCTAAGTTATAATATACTTTACTCGATAAGGTTACCTAGCCTATACCAGCTAGTTTATCATAGCATGATGTCTACTTTTACTACTGTTTAGTTGCCTTAGATATATATTTAAGAATATATAAGGCATCCATTTTAGCCATGTATTCAGATCTCCCTTCGAAGTGTATATCATAACAACCTGGAATAGGGCCCAGGCTGTAGTACCCTTCATACCAGAATCTTTGGATATAGGGGTTTAAACAGTTGTCTCCGTATATCAAGCCATGTAACGTTATTATTGCCCGGCTTAAAGATTTAGCAGCTTTTCTCTCTTCTAAATCTTCTTCCAATAAGTAATTTAGACCTTCTATTGATATTACGTTTTCAAGAGTAAACCCAGTCACAAACACTCTCCTAATGTACCCTTCCTCTTCATACATTTCTTCCTCTTCATACATTTCTTGTGTCTCTACCAGAACTTCCATTTCTGTTTTTGTAGGTGTCCTATACACAATAAAGGAAAATAATCTACGAAGAAGGAAGTCTCCATCCACCCAGACTTCCCAAACACTGGTTTAAGGCTCTTCCTTGGAAATTCCCTTTTTAATGAACTATAACTTTGTTATAGTTCATTAAAAAGGGAATTTCCAAGGAGAGGCTTGGGGGCCCCTGCCCATAGTTGGGGCTAGGGGCCCCCGACCGCCCTGTCCTTGTTTTTTCGGCCCCCTCGTTGGCCGGGGGCGGCCAACGAGCCCCTAGCCCCAAGTCTGGGCGGGGCCGCCTTCGGTCTAGGGGCCCCATTAAAACTAAGTATAGCTAGACCCCTTCGGTCTATACTTAGTTTTAATGGGGCCCCTAGACCGAAGGCGGCCCCGCCCAGACTTGGGGCTAGGGGCTCGTTGGCCGCCCCCGGCCAACGAGGGGGCCGAAAAAACAAGGAAAGAAGGAGGCCGGGGGCAAACTAATAAGGCTAGTCATTCTGGTAGTCGTTCTCCCTCATATTTTTTAATTATTCAAATTAAAGAATATATTTCCCACGAGTTAGGGTATGCAAACGACTGGACGTTCCTCTTTCTGTTGGTACCTGTGCTTCTTCGCGGTACTAAACCCCTATACCTGCTTATATGATAGTATCTTGACGGTAAAGCCCATAGGTCTATGTGACATGGGATAAAATAGGAAGAGATTGTTACAAATGGTGCGATTTGATGTACGTTTTTCTTGATAAGTACCAATCGCAATTGTCATTGCGTGCATCTCCTGATTCTATTTTTTAATTCATCATAGCGTTAGTATTAAGAGATGCAGTTATCAACCGTTATTGCATTTAATATTCTAACATATACGATTTTTCTCTTCAATTATTTTCTTTCCCTCTATGGGCTCTCTCTTGGTTTTCCTCTACCCCTCCGGGCTCGTAGGCCGCCCTTCTGCGGCCTACGAGGCAGAAGGCGAGGAAGTTTCTCCCTCCTTCCCTACGGCTCCGGCTTATAAATAAGTTTAGACCGAAGGGGTCTAGCTAAACTTATTTATAAGGGGAAAACTACTGAAAGGGTCCAGGCTCCGGCTTAAAACTAAGTATAGACCGAAGGGGTCTAGCTATACTTAGTTTTAACGGGAAAAACCAAGGAAGGGCTTTTCCTTGGTTTTTCCTCGGGGGCCCCTAGCCCCAAGTTGGGGCTAGGGGCCCCCGACCATTAAAATGAACTATAACTTAGTTATAGTTCATTTTAATGGTCGGGGGCCCCTAGCCCCAACTTGGGGCTAGGGGCCCCCGAGGAAAAACCAAGGACGGGCTCTTCCTTTCCTCTACCCCTACGGTCCCTCCGGCTTAAAACTAAGTATAGACCGAAGGGGTCTAGCTATACTTAGTTTTAAGCCGGAGGGACCGTAGGGGTAGAGGAAAGAACGGGCTTGGGGGCTCGGGGGCCCGTCCTTTCCTCTACCCCTACGGTCCCTCCGGCTTAAAACTAAGTATAGACCGAAGGGGTCTAGCTATACTTAGTTTTAAGCCGGAGCCGTAGGGAAGGAGGGAGAAAACCAAGGAAAGCCCCAAGTATGGGCAGGGGCCCCCAACCCCTGCCCATACTTGGGGTTGGGGGCCCCCAGCCCATACTTGGGGCTGGGGGTCGGGGGCCCCTAGCCCCAACTTGGGGCAGGGGCCCCCAAGCCCCCGAGCTGGGGGCCCGTCCTTTCCTCTACCCCTACGGTCCCTCCGGCTTAAAACTAAGTATAGCTAGACCCCTTCGGTCTATACTTAGTTTTAAGCCGGAGGGACCGTAGGGGTAGAGGAAAGGAAGAGCCCCCGACCCCCAGCCCCAAGTATGGGCTGGGGGCCGGGCTGGGGCCCCTACCCCCCCGAGCCATCGAACCCCGAAGAACCCCGGCTTTTTTTTTTAAGAGTCTAACTAAAATTATTTATAATGGGGCGGCAGAAACACCTATTAGGGAAGCTAGAGAAACAACAAGAACACAAATAAGTTTAGTTTTCTTATAAGCTTTTTGGTAGGCGGGCGATATATATGTCTAACTAAACTTATTTAGAATGCCAGAGAAACACCTAGGAGCAGGATCTCTATAACTAACTATAACTTAGTTATAGTTAATTATCTTGCTAAACAACTAAGCTATTTTTTTGGAGGGCTCGTTTGTTGGAAGAGCTTTACGTTTTTGTCGGCGATTTATAGTTTGAATCGTTTGTTTTAAATCGTACGAATTTATCAGATTCGTGCATAACGATGTTCCACAGGAAAAAACTAACCTCCCTGAGGAACTCCCTATAGCGAGTCTTTATACGATTTTTGTAGTTAAAATTCCAGCTCTCTTTGCATGTGTCATTAAATCCAGGAAATTCTTATCCCCATACGTTTTTTTACTATTTTAAATAAAAGTATGCTTGTCGAAGGCACCTTTTATATTACTTTCGATGGCGCGTCTGGCATTTTCCCTATGAAACTTACATAAGAAAAAAGGGTACTCTTCGGTTATAATTTTAATAAGTCAGATTAAAATTATAACCTCACCAAGGCTTAAAGGAGGGGCGGAGCGAAGCGTTAGAGGCTTAACCGGACCGCAGAATACCGGAGGGTAGCCGGAGGGTAGAAGGGAGCCGAAGGGTAGCAGAGCGTAAGAGCCGGAGCCGGACCGGAGCCGTAGGGTAAGAGGGAGAGAACCGGAGCCGTAGGGAAGGAGGGAGCCGTAGGGGAGGGGAGGGAGAGCCGGACCGGACCGGAGGGTAGCCGGAGCCGTACCGGACCGGAGCTCGGGGGGCCCTGCCCCAAGTTGGGGCTGGGGCCCCCCCCCCGACCGGAGCCGTACCGGAGGGAGCGAAGCTCTGTCGGCCGAAGGGTAGCAGAGCGTAAGAGCCGGAGCCGTACCGGACCGGACCGGAGGGTAGGAGAGGAGCCGAAGGGTAGCAGAGCGTAAGAGGACGAAGTGGTAGAGGGGAGGGGAGAGGAGACGAAGTGGTAGAGGGAACCGGACCGGACTCGGGGGGGCCCCTGCCCCCACTTGGGGCAGGGGCCCCCGAGCTCCAGCCTTGGGGCTGGGGCTCGGGGGCCCCTGCCCCAAGTGGGGGCAGGGGCCCCCCCGACCGGAGGGAAGGAAGGGACCGTAGGGTAGACGAAGTGGTAGAGGGAGCCGGACCGAACCGGACCGGACCGGAGGGTAGCACCCGCCGGTTGCTCCGCCCCTGGCCCCTCGATGGCCGGGGCTATATGGCCGCCCCCGGCCATATAGGGGGTGGCCATCGAACCCAGCAGAAGGGGTGGCCACCCCCGGAGCCGTACCGGAGGGAAGGAGACGAAGTGGTAGAGGGAACCGGAGGGTAGGAGACGAAGTGGTAGAGGGAGCCGGAGCCGTAGGGAACGAAGTGGTAGAGGGAACCGGAGACGTAGCCGTAGGGAACGAAGTGTAAGAGGGGAGGGAGGAGCCGGAGCCGGAGGGAACGAAGTGGTAGAGGGAAGGAAGGGCCGGGGTGGCCATCGACCCCGCCCGCCCCTCTTCCTATGTTTTCCCTCCTTCCCTCCGGCTCTTACGCTCTGCTACCCTTCGGTCCCTACGGCTCTTTCCCTCCGGACGGGGGGGCCCCAACTTGGGGCAGGGGCCCCCGAGCCCCAGCTTGGGGGCCCCAGCCCCAAGTTGGGGCAGGGGCCCCCAAGCTGGGGCTCGGGGGCCCCTGCCCCAAGTTGGGGCCCCCCGAGTCCCTACGGCTCCGGCTTATAATTAACTATAACAAAGTTATAGTTAATTATAAACCGAAGGGGCTATATGGCCGCCCTTCTTCCGGCCATATAGGGGGTGGAGAAAACATAGCCGGACCTTACCGAACCGGACCGGAGGGAAGCCGGAGCCGTAGGGACCGGAGGGAAAGAGGGAAGGCCGGAGGGTAGAAGGCCGGAGCCGTAGCCGTACCGGAGGGACCGAAGGGTAGCAGAGCGTAAGAGGCCGAAGGGTAGCAGAAAGAGAGAGCCGGAGCCGTAGCCGTAGGGACTCGGGGGGCTCGGGGGCCCCTGCCCATACTATGGGCAGGGGCCCGTCCTTGGTTTTCTCCCTCCCTCCTACCCTACGGCTCCGGCTCCGGCTTAAAACTAAGTATAGCTAGACCCCTTCGGTCTATACTTAGTTTTAAGCCGGAGCCGTAGGGAGCGAAGCGTAAGAGGGGAGAAAGGAAGAGCCCCCCGACCGAAGGGTAGCAGAAAGAGAGAGCCGGACCGGACCGCAGGGAAGGAGAGCCGGACCGGACCGGAGGGGAGCCGGAGCCGTAGCCGTAGGGAACGAAGTGGTCTACCCGGACCGGAGGGAAGGAGAGGAGGGGAGGGAGAGCCGGAGGGAAGAAGGAAGGAAGGAAGGGAGGGGAGAGAACCGGAGCCGTAGCCGGACCGGAGCCGTATCCGTAGGGAACGAAGTGTAAGAGCCGGAGCCGTAGGGAACGAAGTGGTAGAGGGGAGGGGAGAGAACCGGAGCCGTAGGGACCGAAGGGGAAGAGCCGGACCGGAGGGAAGGAGCCGAAGGGTAAGAGGGCCGTAGCCGGAGGGGCTGAGGCCGTAGCCGGAGGGGCGGAGCGAAGCGTTAGAGGCCGGAGCCGTAGGGAGCGAAGCGTAAGAGGGGAGGAAAACCTACAGAGAGGGGAAAGAAGGAGCCCCCTCTCTGCCTTAAAGGCTTCTGAGACTCGACCCTTTCAGTAAAGAACCCCTGACTGCTCCTATAAGAGGATTCCCTCTTTCCTGCTCTTACTTATTAGGAGCAGGAGGGCTCCTAATAAGTAAGAGCGCCCTTTTCTAGAAGAGCTTTTTCGGGTCTTACTATCTAAGTGCTCCTATTTGTTTGTTTGTAAGAGCAGGGTTTTCCATTTCCTTTCTGACTGCTCCTATAAGTAAGAGCAGGGTTCTGCCCCTAACCGCTCCCAGCAAAGGCTGGCGGCGAAGCAGCCCCCTCTTGGCTTTAAGGGGAGACTCGACCCTTTCAGTGAAGAACCCCTGACTGCTCCTATTTGTTAAAGCAGGGTTTTTCCTTTTCGGCGTGCTCCTATTTGTTAAAGCAGGAGCTGTTCCCCCTGACTGCTCCTATTTGTTTGTTAGAGCAGGGTTTTTCCTTTTCTGCGGATGGGCCCCCTCGTTGGCCGGGGGCGGCCAACGAGCCCCTGCCCTCTTATTTACCGAACTTATAAGAAGGGTAAGAAGGGGCCCACTCTTTCTCTGGAAGGGTACTGGCCCACTACCCTTCGGTTACCTATAAGAGCAGAGAGAGGCTACAGGAGCCCCTGACTGAAAGAACAAATAATCCTGCTTTGTGCCCTTATAAAGCAGTTCTTGCTCCGTTTCCTAACTTACTTATAAGAGCCCTCCTCTCCGGGCGGGGTCCTATAGAGCCCCTCTTCTAAAAGCCCTCCATATGCTCCGGGTCTTATTTGCCCTACCCTACGGCTCTCTCTCTACCCCTCCGGTCCCTACGGGGCGGAGCACCCGGGTGCAAGAACCGCCTTCGGTGTTTTTTTTGTTAAGAGCAAGAACCACTTTTACTCTTTTTACTTCCTAGAAGTAAATCTCTTATTCTTATTAAGCCCTCTACAAGCAAGTAAGAGCAGGGAGGGGCCCCTCCCCCTCTTCCTAGGTTTTCTCCCTACCCTACGGGCCCTTCTACCCTCCGGCTACGGCTCCGGCTTATAATTAACTATAACAAAGTTATAGTTAATTATAAACCGAAGGGGCTATATGGCCGCTCGGGGGCCCCTAGCCCCAAGTTGGGGCTTTCCTTGGTTTTTCCCCTTAAACCTAAGTATAGCTAGACCCCTTCGGTCTATACTTAGGTTTAAGGGGAAAAACCAAGGACGGGCCCCCAACCCCTTCTGCGGCCATATAGGGGGTGGAGAAAACATAGCCGGACCGAACCGAACCGGACCGGAGGGTGGGAGAGGAGAGCCGGACCGGAGGGAAGGAGAGAAGGCCGGAGCCGTAGGGACCGGAGGGAAAGAGGGAAGGAAGGGCCCCTCGTTGGCCGGGGTGGTCGGGGGCTCGGGGGCCCCCAGCCCATAGTTGGGGCAGGGGCCCCCAACTATGGGCAGGGGCCCCCGAGCCCCCGAGCCTTCGAACCCGGGGCTATATGGCCGCCCCTTCTGCGGCCTACGAGCCCAAGGAAGAGGGGGGTGGCCATCGAACCCGAAGGCCCCCTCTCTGCGCCCCTTCTGCGCCGAAGAGGGGGCCTTTTAAAGGCGGTCGCAGAGAGCCCCTGACTACTCTTATAAATAAACAAAAGAAAGAAGGAGAGGGGCTAAGCCCCTCCTCTTAACTGCCCCTACAGTAAGCCCTTTCTTAAGGGGAAGCTATAAGAGTTCCGGCTCTTACTTACTTATAAGTGATGGGCCCCTTAAGTATAGGAGGGCTCCTAGGAACCCCGGGCTTCCTTTGTTCATTTTCCTACTCTAAGCTATAAGAGGGATCTCATATACTTCTTACTTATAAGTAAGGGGATCTTATAAGTAGGCCCATTAAGCCTACGGCTCTCCTTTTAAAGGCGGGCTTCTTCCATCTATACCAATAAGTTTTAAACAGGAAGAGGCTCTTCCTTGGTTTTTCCTCGGGGGCCCCTAGCCCCAAGTTGGGGCTAGGGGCCCCCGACCATTAAAATGAACTATAACTTAGTTATAGTTCATTTTAATGGTCGGGGGCCCCTAGCCCCAACTTGGGGCTAGGGGCCCCCGAGGAAAAACCAAGGAAGGGCCCCAGCCCCAAGTATGGGCTGGGGCCCCCGACCCTCGCGATGGGCGAACCAGCCTTTAAAAATCAACTTCTTACGTACTTATAAATAAGGGGCCCATCTATAGAACTCTAAACTCTTATAAGTAAGTAAGTAAGCCAGTACGCTTCGCTAAGTAAGTAAGTAAGCCAGTACGCTTCGCTAAGTAAGTAAGGAAGGCTTTAAGAAAAAGGGAAATTCTTACTTACTTATAAGAAAGGGGCTTCTTCCATCTAGAACTCTAAACTTCTAATAAGAGGCCTGGAAAATCCGCTTAAAACAAAAAAAGAGGTAGACTTTCCTTCTTACTTATAAATAAGGGGCTTCGCTTTTGAAAGCCATCTATTGACCTTCTAAGAGGCCTGTTAATGAAGGACTGAAAGTTAGAAAAGAGCTCTAAGAGGTAGACGCGCCTTATAAAAGGTATTCGCCTTAAACCGAGTAGGCTTAATGGGCCTACTCTTCCGCAAGAACAGCTCGTACTTATAAGTAAGAGGAGTACCAATAAGTGACTTTATGGAAAGACGCCGAGAGAACCCGCGTTTAAGGGGAGGATTCCTGTGGTTCTTATAAGCCGAAGGGTACTGCCTTACTTATAAGTTTTTGTTATAAGTAGGCCCCACACTGCTATGGAGCAAAAAAGGAAGCTCCTACTATTAGCAGGAAATGGGATCTCATATCCTTCGGGTAACTAAGTAAGAGACAGGGGTCGGGGGCCCCAGCCCATACTTGGGGCTGGGGTCGGGGGCCCCCAGCCCCAACTATGGGCTGGGGGTCGGGGGCCCCTAGCCCCAACTTGGGGCAGGGGCCCGTCCTTGGTTTTCTCCTCCCCTCCGGCTTAAAACTAAGTATAGTCAGACTATACTTAGGTTTAAGCCGGAGGGGAGGAGAAAACCAAGGAAAAGCCCGTTCTTGGTTTTTCCCATTAAAATGAACTATAACTTAGTTATAGTTCATTTTAATGGGAAAAACCAAGGAAGAGCCCGTCCTTGGTTTTCTCCTCCCCTCCGGCTTAAAACTAAGTATAGTCAGACTATACTTAGTTTTAAGCCGGAGGGGAGGAGAAAACCAAGGACGGGCCCCTCTAGAACTCTTATCTTTCTTTCTTTCTTTCTTTCTTTTAAGTGCCCTTCCGAGAAGAAGGCCTGTAAGCACCTCTATAAGATGTAGAATCAACAGGCTCTTACTTACTTATAAGTGATGGGCCCAGTCGCAGGAGTTCTATCCATGCTTCTACTATAAGCTATAAAACCGGAGGGTAGGAGTCTCATAATCTTCTTACTTAACTTACTTATAAGTAAGTAAGAGGGCTAGAACTCTTAATAAGATAAGTGCCCTCCTCCCGAAAGGCCTCTAACAAGAACCCGCGTTTTAGGAAGGAATTCTTACTTACTTATAAGAGGTCTAGAACTCTTAGTAAGTGACTTTTAAACAGGAAGAGGCCTGTAACAAGAACCCTCGAGATTCGCCCTTTTTAAATCAACTTCTTACTTCCCCTCCCCAGGCCCATCTAGAATAATCAATACGTGCCTTCCTCTTTCCCCTTCGGTAAAGAAGGCCTGTTCCGGTAGCTCTTATAAGTAGACGCGCCGATGCTTGGAGCCCTCTTTAAGAAAAGGGAAGGGCCTACTCTTAATAAATAAGAAACGCCCGTAGGAACCGGAGGGTAAGAGAGAAGAAGGCCTCTATACGAGAAGAACCATCGAGTAGTTCCTAATAAGAAGTTTATACCTATAAGTTCGGGAAGCCGCATAATGAAGGCCTGTTAAGAGTAGAAAACCCGCGAGGGTAGAATAGGCTCTTACTTATAAGTTTTGCCATTTCTTAAGTCCCATATAGCACGCCTTCTATCCCTCGCAGGAAGACGGAATCTATATTTCTTATTTCCTTATAACAGGTCCTATAAGTGGAAAGGGGGATCGATGGCCGCCCCCTCGTTGGCTCGGGGGGGGCCCCAGCCCATAGTATGGGCTGGGCCCCCCCCCGACCTCCTTCTTTCCTTGTTTTTCTCCTTGGGGCTCGTTGGCCGCCCTTCTGCCGGGTTCGATGGCCACCCCCTCGATGGCCGGGGGCGGCCATCGAGCCCCGGCCATCTAGGGGCCAACGAGGCAGAAGGGCGAGGAAGTTTCCCCCCTCCCTCCTACCCTACGGCTCCTGCTCCGGCTTATAAATAAGTTTAGACCGAAGGGGTCTAGCTAAACTTATTTATAAGCCGGAGCCGGAGCCGTAGGGTAGGAGGGAGAAAAGAAAGGGTCCTCCGGTTTAAACCTAAGTATAGCTAGACCCCTTCGGTCTATACTTAGGTTTAAGCCGGAGGACCCTTTCTTTTCCTCTTACGCTTCGCTCCCTCCGGCTTATAAATAAGTTTAGACCGAAGGGGTCTAGCTAAACTTATTTATAAGCCGGAGCAGGAGCCGTAGGGTAGGAGGGAGGGAGAAACTTCCTCGCCCTTCTGCCTCGTAGGCCTCCTTCTTTCCTTGTTTTTTCCCTTAAACCTAAGTATAGACCGAAGGGGTCTAGCTATACTTAGGTTTAAGGGAAAAAACAAGGACAGGGCGGCCTCTCCTTGGAAATTCCCTTTTTAATGAACTATAACTTTGTTATAGTTCATTAAAAAGGGAATTTCCAAGGAAGAGCCCCTCTTCCTATGTTTTTCGGCCCCTAGCCCCAAGTATGGGCTAGGGGCCCCCAACCCTTAAACCTAAGTATAGCTAGACCCCTTCGGTCTATACTTAGGTTTAAGGGTTGGGGGCCCCTAGCCCATACTTGGGGCTAGGGGCCGAAAAACATAGGAGAGGCTTGGGGGCCCCTGCCCCAAGTATGGGCTGGGGGTTGGGGGCCCCTGCCCATACTTGGGGCTAGGGGCCCCCGAGCCCCCGACCGCAGAAGGGCGGCCTACGAGCCCGGAGGGGTAGAGGAAAAACAAGGACAGGGCGGCCAACGAGCCCGCCGAAGGAGGGTTCGAAGGCTCGGGGGCCCCCATAGTATGGGCTGGGGCTCGGGGGCCCCCAGCCCCAAGTATGGGCTGGGGGCCCCCCGACCACCCCCGGCCGCAGAAGGGGCGGCCATCGAGCCCCGTCCAACGAGGGGCCCTTCCTTCTACCCTCCGGCTCTCCTACCCTCCGGTTCGGTCCGGCTAGGTTTTTCCATTTAAAACTAAGTTTAGACCGAAGGGGTCTAGCTAAACTTAGTTTTAAATGGAAAAACCTAGAGAGAGCCGTAGGGTAGTGGCTCGTTGGCCCCTCTTCCTATGTTTTCTCCCTCCCTACCCTACGGTCCCTTCTCTCCCTCCTACCCTACGGCTCCGGTCCGGCTACGGCTCCGGCTCCGGCTTAAAACTAAGTATAGACCGAAGGGGTCTAGCTATACTTAGTTTTAAACCGGAGGGGCTCGATGGCCGCCCCCGGCCATCGAGGGGGTGGAGAAAACATAGCCGGACCGGAGCCGTAGGGTAGGAGGGAGAGAAGGGCTTGGGGGCCCCTGCCCCAAGTATGGGCTGGGGGCCCCCGACCGCAGAAGGGCTCGATGGCCGCCCCTTCTGCGGCCGGGGGTGGTCGGGGGGCCCCCAGCCCATACTTGGGGCTGGGGGCCCCCGAGCCCCAGCCCATACTATGGGGGCCCCCGAGCCCATACTTGGGGCTGGGGCCCCCGAGCCATCGAACCCGCCCGCCCCTATATGGCCGGGGTGGCCATCGAACCCGAAGGAGGCCAACGAGGGGGAAGAAAAACTTTTAGAAAAGAGAAAAGGTCTACATGGGCCCCTATAGGACTTATAAGTAAATAAGGATTCCTATATAAAACCTACGGTCCTTTGGCCTTCTCTAGGCTATTATAGCTCGAATATATAGCCTCTTACTTATAAGCTTATAAGTTTTCCCCTTCCTTTTACCCTACGGTCCTCTCTCTCTTACCCTCCGGCTCTCTCTTACCTTTCGGCTCTTACCCTCCGGCTCTCTCTTACCCTTCCCTACGGCTCTTACCCTCCGGCTCTCTCTTACCCTCCGGCTCTCTCTTACCCTTCGGGTCCCTACGGCTCTTACCCTCCGGCTCTCTCTTACCCTCCGGCTCTCTCTTACCCTTCGGTTCCCTACGGTCCTCTCTTCCTTCCTCTCTCTCTTACCCTTCGGTTCCCTACGGTCCTCTCTCTCTTACCCTTCGGTCCTCTCTTCCTTCCTTCCTTCCTCTCTCTCTTACCCTTCGGTTCCCTACGGTCCTCTCTCTCTTACCCTTCGGTCCTCTCTTCCTTCCTTCCTTCCTCTCTCTCTTACCCTTCGGCTCTTACCCTCCGGCTCTCTCTTACCCTTCGGTCCTCTCTTCCGCTATCTCTTACCCTCCGGCTCTCTCTTACCCTTCGGCTCTTACCCTACGGCTCTCTCTAACCCTTCGGTTTCCTACGGTCCTCTCTTCCTTACTCTCTTCCTTCCTTCCTCTCTTCCTCTCTTCCTTCCTCTCTTCCTCTCTCCCTCTCTTCCTCTCTTCCTTCCTTCCTCTCTTCCTTCCTTCCTTCCTTCCTTCTAAGTCCCATATAGCTGGAATCCATGCCGTTTAAGGGGAAAAAAGCTATAAGAGGTCTGTCATCCTTCTTTACTTCTAAGGAGCCCATCTATACCTATAAGTTTTATGGAAACTTCGAGGCCTGTTCCTCTATCTATAAGAGGGATCTCATAATCTTCTTACTTATAAGAGGTGTATAACTATAAGTGGGTCGCCTTTCTCGGGGGGGGGCGCCACTTAAAAGCCTGTAAATGAAGGACTGAAAGTTAGAAAAGAGAACAGGTAGACGCGCGGTCTCTTATAAGTAAGTAAGAGGTCTAGTAGGCTCCTTCGGAGGCCTCTATAGATAAGAGAAGAAACGCCCTAGGCCTCTATAGATAAGAGAAGAACCCGCGCCCCTTAAAGGAGGGGAAGGTATAAAAGAAGGCCACTTCTTACTTATAAGTAAGTAAGAGGGGGCTCCTTTTAAAGGCGGGCATTTCTTTTTTTTGTTTGTTAAGAGTAGCAATCCGCGCCTTCTTCTTTTCTGTCGGTCTCGAACCTCGTTCCTTTCGGCTTCTCTAACCCCCGCCTTTAAAAAACTCCTTCGAAGCAGCGAGCACCTATTTTTCCTCCGAGGAGGGCTCGTTTCTTGTAGCAGTTCTTACGCGCGGTCTCGTTCGCCCACCGAGTAGGCGTAACTTTCGGCCTACTCTCCCGCCTTAAAGAGGAGAAACCCCTATAGGGACTTTAAGGGCTAGGGCTCCCTTTTCGTCTCAGAGCACCGTAGGGAATCGGCGCGCAGAGAGCCTTTTAAAGGAAGAAGAGCGGCTGCAGGAATCGCGCCCAAGCACCGATTCCCTACGGTGCTCTGAGGATTTCTTATCTTATTAAGAGTAGACCCTTTAACTCTTACTTACTTATAAGTGATGGGCCCCTTAAAGTAAACTTCAATGCCCTCCTCTACCTATAAGAGGTAGGTATAATTCTTACTTATAAGTAACTAATAGGCGATCTATAACTCTTATAAAGAACTAAAGGGCCCCCTTGGCAGCGAAGCAGCCCGCATAATGAAGGCCTGTGGTTCTTGCTCTTAAGACCCCGAGGCTAGAATTCTTACTTATAACTTTCCCTGCCCCCTCTAGGGCAGGGAAAGTTAAGAGCCCCTTAAAAACTCTTAGAAAACCTTTATACCAGTTCTTGCGGCAGAAGGCGAGAGTAATAAGGAACAGCCCTCCAAAGCTTTTAAGGACAGCTCTGTATCAACTATTTACTTACTTACTTACTTACTTATAAGTATTCCCGAAATACTCATAAGAGGGAAGGCCACTCTTATTTGTTTTTTTTGGTATTTTGGTATTTTGCCCCTTCCCTTTCGGTTTGCCCCTTCCCTTTCGGTTTGTTAAGAGTAGCAATAGGCGCGGGTAAGTGGTATTGGCCTTATTCTCTTGTAGGAACCGGAGGGGTAAACAAGAGGTAAGAAGGGCTTAAAGAGTGGGCCCTCCTAAGGAGCCCTTCTTTCCCCTCGCTGGTCGGGGGCCCCAGCCCATACTTGGGGCTGGGGCCCCCGAGCCCCTCGATGGCCGGGGCTCGATGGCCGCCCCTTCTGCGAAGCAGCCGGGGGTGGCCATCGAACCCGGGGGTTCGATGGCCACCCCTTCTGCTGGCCATCGAGGGGGCTATATGGCCGCCCTGTCCTTGTTTTTTCGGCCCCCTCGTTGGCCGGGGGCGGCCAACGAGCCCCTAGCCCCAAGTCTGGGCGGGGCCGCCTTCGGTCTAGGGGCCCCATTAAAACTAAGTATAGACCGAAGGGGTCTAGCTATACTTAGTTTTAATGGGGCCCCTAGACCGAAGGCGGCCCCGCCCAGACTTGGGGCTAGGGGCTCGTTGGCCGCCCCCGGCCAACGAGGGGGCCAAAAAACAAGGAAAGAAGGAGGCCTCTCCCCTCGATGAAGCAGCCGGGGCTCGATGGCCGCCCTGTCCTTGTTTTTCTCCTACCCTCCGGCTTAAACCTAAGTATAGACCGAAGGGGTCTAGCTATACTTAGTTTTAAGGGGAAAAAACAAGGAAAGAAGGAGGCCATCGAGGGGGTGGCCATCGAGGGGCCAGCGAACCCTCGGAAGTGTCACGTAGGCTTTACTTTATAGCAGGCCTCTAATAAGAACCCCTATAGGGAAGGATTTAAGGCCTACTTTTAATTCCCCCAGCTTCTTGGATGATTGCCCTATACGGTTTGGCCTGTACCCTTCGGTTGGTTGTTAAGAGTAGCAGTTTATGACGAAAAAGGTTCTTAACTTAATAAGAGGGTTTGCCCTGACGCTTCGGCCTGTACCCTTCTTTTGTTAAGAGTCTGTCGGGCAGTCGTTGAGCCCCTTCTTATGGGCTTATTCTTCCTTACCCTTCGGTTTATTTGTTTGTGTTTTTGGATAAGAGTAGGAATACGCGCTTCTAAAAGTTGTAGGCTTGCATTTTTGCTCCTTAATAAGTAAAACTAAAAACTAAAAAAAAAAATAGGTGTTCTTCTTCTGTCCCTAATAGGGTGGGTTCGATGGCTCGGGGGGGCTCTTCCTATGTTTTTCGGCCCCTAGCCCCAAGTTGGGGCTAGGGGCCCCCTTAAAACTAAGTATAGACCGAAGGGGTCTAGCTATACTTAGTTTTAAGGGGGCCCCTAGCCCCAACTTGGGGCTAGGGGTTGGGGGCCCCTGCCCCAACTTGGGGCTAGGGGCCCCCGAGCCCCCGAGGAAAAACCAAGAACGGGCTTGGGGGCCCCTGCCCCAAGTATGGGCAGGGGCCCCCAACCCCTGCCCCAAGTTGGGGCAGGGGCCCCCCAACCCCAGCCTTGGGGCTGGGGCCCCCGAGCCCCAGCCCCAAGGCTGGGGCTCGGGGGCCCCCAGCCCCAAGTATGGGCTGGGGGCCCCCCCGACCACCCCCTCGTTGGCCGGAAGAAGGGCGGCCAACGAGCCCCCTCTTCCTATGTTTTTCCCATTAAAATGAACTATAACAAAGTTATAGTTAATTATAATGGGAAAAACATAGGAGAGGCTCGGCCCCAGCCCCAAGTATGGGCTGGGGCCCCCGACCGGCAGAAGGGCGGCCATCGAGCCCCTATTAGGGAAATAGAGAAACCGCTGTCCCTTAAAACACCTACAAGCAAAAGAGCAAGAAATCCTACCTAAGTCTTAATAAATAAATAAATAAATAAATAAGAAACTAATAAGTTTAAAAAGAGCACTTTAAGGCTGTTCCCCTCGTAGAAGCAGCCTCCAAGCACCGGCGGGTTCGATGGCCACCCCTTCTGCTGGCCATCGAAGGGGCGGCCTACGAGCCCAAAAAGAGCTCTTTTTTCACCTTAAAGTGCTCTTTTTAAAAAATAATAAAGAAAGCGGCTGTTCTTAATAGATAAGATGGGTGGCTGCAGGAATCGCTGAAGAACCCCCTATATGTAAAACTGTAAATGGAAATGGAAAACCGGTGTTAAATCGCCTTTTCGTCGTCCGGTCTGCTGCTGGTACTGTAGCTGCAATCTTTTTTAGAGTTTCTACTAATTTTTTCATATTGTTAGAAGAAGCTCCTGGAATACCTAACTTTTTAAGGTTTTTTATTTCTTCTAACCTTTCCTCTGCCCCTTCTTTCGTAGTTGGTAGAGGACTTGCTAATAAGTGGTGTTGGACCCTTGTAATTTTCTTTTGTAATAGGTCCTCAGGCGGAGGGAATAGTCTATTTTTTTCATCTCTAACTCCATTTTCCCGTTCTTCCTTCATTGTACGAGAAAGGCCTCTCCCACTCGATGGCTCGGGGGCCCCAGCCCATACTTGGGGCTGGGGTCGGGGGCCCCTAGCCCCAACTTGGGGCAGGGGCCCCCAAGCCCGTTCTTGGTTTTCCTCCTTCCCTCCGGCTCTACCACTTCGTTCCCTCCGGCTCCGGCTTAAAACTAAGTATAGCTAGACCCCTTCGGTCTATACTTAGTTTTAAGCCGGAGCCGGAGGGAACGAAGTGGTAGAGCCGGAGGGAAGGAGGAAAACCAAGGAAGAGCCCTTCCTTCTACCCTCCGGCTCTCCCCTCTACCACTTCGTTCCCTTCGGCTTCGGTTCGGTCCGGCTTGGTTTTTACCGTTAAAACTAAGTATAGCTAGACCCCTTCGGTCTATACTTAGTTTTAAGCCGGAGCTAGGAAGTTTCCTCTTACGCTTCGCTCCCTCCGGCTTATAAATAAGTTTAGACCGAAGGGGTCTAGCTAAACTTATTTATAAGCCGGAGGGAGCGAAGCGTAAGAGGAAAATCGCCTTCTGCCTCGTAGGCCGCAGAAGGGCGGCCTACGAGCCCGGAGGGGTAGAGGAAAGGGTTCGATGGCCACCCCCTCTTCCTATGTTTTTCCCCTTAAACCTAAGTATAGACCGAAGGGGTCTAGCTATACTTAGTTTTAAGGGGAAAAACATAGCCGGACCGGAGGGAAGGAGAGAAGGGCCGCAGAAGGGGCGGCCATCGAGCCCCGGCCTCTCCTATGTTTTTCGGCCCCTAGCCCCAAGTTGGGGCTAGGGGCCCCATTAAATCTAAGTTTAGCTAGACCCCTTCGGTCTAAACTTAGTTTTAAGGGGGCCCCTAGCCCCAACTTGGGGCTAGGGGCCGAAAAACATAGGAAGAGGGGAAGAGCCCCTGTTCTTTTTTTTCTTTTTCTTTTTTCTTTTGAAGAGCAACATAACTGTTATAATGTTTAATGAATTGTTCTTTGTCAACCGTATACTGGTTTTATATAAGTAATTTCTAAATTTTTCATTTTTATTCGGCACCAGCCTAATGCCTTTTTTAGAACAAGTAAAGCTGCTTCTACCGATACGTATAATCCTACCAAAAATAAAGCTAATTCAAGACGAATATCATTTTTTTGTCGCATAATTTAAAGATGGTACGCTCTTCTGCTAACGGGTATATGTTCTACAAGAACACTTCATAATAGTTGTTCTTGTCTTAAAGCTTTTTGCTTTAATTTTTGTTTATAGTACATTATAAAGACCCTTGTGCTTTTCAAAACAACAGCTTTATATAGAACCTTTATTAGTTGTTCTTTTCTGTGCTTTCTTTATAAGGTACTAAATTTCATTATTTATTAAAATAATAAGTCTTTTTTTTACAACATGCATATAATACTTGTTCGTCAGCTATAGGGAACGCGTAAGGCTCGGGGGCTCGGGGGCCCCCAGCCCCAAGTTGGGGCAGGGGCCCCCAACCCCAGCCTTCTGCCAAGTATGGGCTGGGGTTGGGGGCCCCTGCCCCAACTTGGGGCTGGGGGCCCCCGAGCCCCCCTGTCAGAACTGCTGAGAAGAGCAAGTTTTTGATCATAGTTGTTTTTTGTAAGAAGGGCTATTTTTACCATTCTAAATAAGTTTAGTAGAACCGAAGGGTACTGTACTTATTTATAATGGTAAAAAGCTCCCTTTTAAATGCTCTTCTTCTGCCTTTCCCCCCCCCTCTTCCTATGTTTTCTCCTACCCTATCCCCTACGGCGGTCGGGGGCCCCAGTCCATACTTGGCAGAAGGCTGGGGCTCGGGGGCCCCAGCCCCAAGTATGGGCTGGGGCCCCCAACCCCCGATCCTCCCTACCCTACGGTCCTCTCCTCCGGTCCGGCTCCGGCTTATAATTAACTATAACTTTGTTATAGTTAATTATAATGGGAAAAACATAGAGAGAGCCGTAGGGTAGGGGCTCGATGGCCCCTCTTCCTATGTTTTGCCCCCTCGTTGGTCGGGGGCCCCAGCCCATACTTGGGGCTGGGGCCCCAGAGCCCCTCGATGGCCGGGGTGGCCATCGAACCCGGAAGAAGGGCGGTCGGGGGCCCCTAGCCCATACTTGGGGCAGGGGCCCCCAAGCCTCTCCTTGGAAATTTCCATTTAAATGAACTATAACTTTGTTATAGTTCATTTAAATGGATCTTTCCCCTCGTAGGCCGGGGCGGCCTACGAGCCCAAGGAAGAGCCCCTTAAAACTAAGTTTAGTCAGACTAAACTTATTTCTAAACCGGAGGGTCTCTTCCTATGTTTTTCCCATAAAATGAACTATAACAAAGTTATAGTTCATTTTAATGGGAAAAACATAGCCGGACCGAACCGAAGCCGTAGCCGTACCGAAGGGTAGGAGAGGAGGGAGGGAGAGCCGGACCGGACCGGCGGGAAGCCGGAGCCGTAGGGACCGGAGGGAAAGAGGGAAGGCCGGAGGGTAGAAGGCCGGACCGGACCGGAGCCGGTGCCGTACCGGAGCCGGAGGGAACGAAGTGGTAGAGCCGGAGGGTAGGAGGCCGAAGGGTAGCAGAGCGTAAGAGGGGAGGGAGGGAGAGCCGGACCGGACCGGACCGGAGCCGTAGCCGTAGCCGTAGGGACCGGAGGGTAAGAGCCGGAGCCGTAGCCATAGGGAAGGAGGGAGGGAGGGGAGGGAGAGCCGGAGGGTAGAAGGAAGGAAGGAAGGGCCGCCCTTCTTCCGAAGCAGCCCGGGGGTGGAGAAAACATAGCCGGACCTTACCGAACCGGAGGGTAGCCGGAGCCGTAGCCGTTGGGCTCTTCCCCTCGATGGCCGGGGTGGCCATCGAACCCTTGGGCTCGTAGGCCGCCCTTCTGCGGCCTACGGGGGGAAAGATCCATTAAAATGAACTATAAGTTATAGTTCATTTTAATGGATCTTTCCAAGGATAGGCTTGGGGGCCCCTGCCCCAAGTATGGGCTAGGGGCCCCCGACCGCCCTTCTGCGGCTCGGGGGCCCCAGCCCCAAGTATGGGCTGGGGCCCCCGACCTACGAGGGGAGAGGACTGTAGCCGGCGGGGCGGTAGGAGGGAAGGGAGAGCCGGAGCCGTAGCCGTACCGGACCGGAGGGTAGCCGGAGCCGTAGGGTAGGAGGAAGGGAGGCGAAAAGAGAGAGCCGGAGCCGTAGGGAGCGAAGCGTAAGAGGGGAGGTAAGGAAGGGCCGGGGTGGCCATCGAACCCGCCCGCCCCTCTTCCTATGTTTTCCCTCTACCACTTCGTTCCGCTCGGGGGTTGGGGCCCCTGCCCATACTTGGGGCAGGGGCCCCCGAGCCCCAGCCCCAAGTATGGGCTGGGGTTGGGGGCCCCTGCCCATACTTGGGGCAGGGGTTGGGGGCCCCTGCCCCAACTTGGGGCAGGGGCCCCCAAGCCCGTCCTTGGTTTTCTCCTCCCCTCCGGCTTAAAACTAAGTATAGCTAGACCCCTTCGGTCTATACTTAGTTTTAAGCCGGAGGGGAGGAGAAAGGAAGAGCCCCCGACCCCTCCGGCTACGGCTCCCCTCTTGCCCTCCGGTCCCTACGGCTCCGGTTCCTTCCCTCTTTCCCTCCGGTCCCTACGGCTCCGGCTCTCCTCTCCTACCCTCCGGTTCGGTCCGGTCCGGCTACGGCTCCGGCTTATAATTAACTATAACAAAGTTATAGTTAATTATAAACCGAAGGGGTGGAGAAAACCTAGCCGTACCTTACCGAACCGTAGGGTAGCCGGAGCCGTAGCCGTACCGGAGCCGGAGGGAACGAAGTGGTAGAGGGGAAGGAGGCCGCCGTAGGGGATAGGGAACGAAGTGGTAGAGGGAAGGAGCCGGAGCCGTAGCCGTAGGGACCGGACCGGAGGGAGCGAAGCGTAAGAGGAAGAGCCGGAGCCGTACCGGAGGAGAGGAGGGAGGTAAGGGCCGGGGCTCTATGGCCGCCCTTCTTCCAAGCAGGCCTCTCCTTCGATGGCCCCCCCCCCCCCGGCCATCGAGGGGAAAGATCCTTTTAAATGAACTATAACTTTGTTATAGTTCATTTAAAAGGATCTTTCCCTACCCTACGGCTCTCTCTAGGTTTTTTCCTCGGGGGCCCCTAGCCCCAAGTTGGGGCTAGGGGCCCCCAACCCTTATAAATAAGTTTAGCTAGACCCCTTCGGTCTAAACTTATTTATAATGGGAAAAACATAGCCGGACCGGACCGAAGCCGTAGCCGTACCGGAGGGTAGCCGGAGGGTAGAAGGGAGGGAGAGCCGGAGCCGTAGGGACCGGAGGGGTAGAGGAGAGGAAGGGCCGGGGCTCTATGGCCGCCCTTCTTCCGAAGCAGCCATCGAGGGGGTGGCCATCGAAGGAAGAGGGGGTGGCCATCGAAGGAGGCCTCTCCTATGTTTTCTCCACCCCCGGCCTCCTTCGATGGCCACCCCCTCGATGGCTGCTTCGGAAGAAGGGCGGCCATAGAGCCCCGGCCCTTCCTCTCCTCTACCCCTCCGGTCCCTACGGCTCCGGCTCTCCCTCCCTTCTACCCTCCGGCTACCCTCCGGTACGGCTACGGCTTCGGTCCGGTCCGGCTATGTTTTCTCCACCCCCTATATGGCCGTAAGAAGGACGGCCATATAGCCCCTTCGTTTTAAAACTAAGTTTAGCTAGACCCCTTCGGTCTAAACTTAGTTTTAAGCCGGAGCTCTTCCTTGGTTTTTCCCCTTAAACCTAAGTATAGTCTGACTATACTTAGGTTTAAGGGGAAAAACCAAGGAAGGGCTTGGGGGCCCCTGCCCCAAGTTGGGGCTAGGGGCCCCCGACCCCCAGCCCCAAGTTGGGGCTGGGGGTCGGGGGCCCCTAGCCCCAACTTGGGGCAGGGGCCCCCAAGCCCCCGACCGTAGCCGTAGGGAAGAAGGGACCGTAGGGGAGGGAGAAAACCTAGGAAGAGGGGGCGGGCGGCCATATAGCCCCTCCGGTTTAAAAATAAGTTTAGCTAGACCCCTTCGGTCTAAACTTAGTTTTAAAGGGAAAAACATAGAGAGAGCCGTAGGGTAGGGGCTATATGGCCGCCCGCCCCTCTCTCTATGTTTTTCCCATTATAATTAACTATAACAAAGTTATAGTTAATTATAATGGGAAAAACATAGCCGGACCGTAGGGAAGCCGGAGCCGTAGGGACCGGAGGGGTAGAGGAGAGGAAGGGCCAGGGCTATATGGCCGCCCTGTCCTTGTTTTTTCGGCCCCTAGCCCCAAGTTGGGGCTAGGGGCCCCATTAAAACTAAGTATAGACCGAAGGGGTCTAGCTATACTTAGTTTTAATGGGGCCCCTAGCCCCAACTTGGGGCTAGGGGCCGAAAAAACAAGGAAAGAAGGAGGTCGGGGGTTGGGGCAGGGGCCCCCAACCCCCGAGCCTCTCCTATGTTTTTCCCCTTATAATTAACTATAACTTTGTTATAGTTAATTATAAGGGGAAAAACATAGAGAGAGGGGGGCCATCGAACCCGAAGGAGGCCATATAGGGGGTGGCCATCGAACCCTATGTTTTCTCCACTCCTCCGGTTTAAAACTAAGTTTAGTTAGACTAAACTTAGGTTTAAGCCGGAGCCGGAGCCGTAGCCGTACCGGACCGGAGGGAAGGAAGGGACCGTAGGGTAGGCGAAGCGTAAGAGGGGAGGGAGGGAGAAAACATAGGAAGAGGGGAAAGATCCATTTAAATGAACTATAACAAAGTTATAGTTCATTTAAATGGATCTTTCCAAGCCGGACCGAACCGGAGCCGAAGCCGTAGCCGTCCCGGAGGGTAGCCGGAGGGTAGAAGGGAGGGAGAGCCGGACCGGACCGGAGCCGGCCCGGAGGGTAGCCGGAGGGAAGAAGGAAGGGACCGTAGGGTAGAGCCGGACCGGACCGAACCGGACCGGACCGGAGCCGGAGGGAAGAAGGGACCGTAGGGTAGAGGAGAGCCGGAGCCGTAGCCGTAGCCGTAGGGAGCGAAGCGTAAGAGGGGAGGGAGGAAGGGAGAGCCGGAGCCGTAGGGACCGGAGGGAAAGAGGGAAGGAAGGGCTCTTCCTTTCTCCCTCCCCTCTTACGCTTCGCTCCCTACGGCTCCGGCTCCGGCTTAAAACTAAGTATAGACCGAAGGGGTCTAGCTATACTTAGTTTTAAGCCGGAGCCGGAGCCGTAGGGAGCGAAGCGTAAGAGGGGAGGGAGAAAACCAAGGACGGGCTCGGGGGCCCCCAGCCCCAAGTATGGGCTGGGGGCCCCCGACCCCAGCCCCAAGTATGGGCTGGGGCCCCGACCGCCCTTCTGCGGCCTACGAGGGGCAGGAAAGAAGAAACCCCGACCCATACGGAAAAAGGCAGCCGGTTTCCCCATGAGCATCGAATACTGCAGCCTTATATTAAGTAAAAGAAAATGCTTTTCGGGTCTTCTGATCCTCAATAGATGCAGGGGGGGGGAGCTGTTCCTCTTTTAAAGCCGAAGAACAGGCTGGAACATTTATAAGTAAGGAAAAGTAGGGGTAGAACAGATATTCTTAAATAAAATAAATAAGAGAAAACAAGAACCCATCGTAAGCCGATCTACCTTTCAACATAGCATCAGAACAGAAAAAGGAAGGTGTAACTAGATGCTATAAAACAAATATTATCTAAAATAACCTTTTTCTTTACTTACAAAAGGTAAAAAGCCCATAATACGTGCGCTTTTTATTGTTTTTGCCATATAACGTTGTTGTTTTGCTGATAAACGTGTTTGTCTTCTAGGTAAAATTTTTCCACCTAGACCAATATAACGTTGTAATAATCCACAATGTTTATAATCTATAATACGACGGTTATATATTACTTTTTCTGGTTTATCTCTTAATAAGATAATTAAAGATTTTGGAGGTATTATAGGTTTTATAGGTTTTTGACGTTTTTGTTGATCAACTTTTTGTTGACGTTGTTTACGTACACGTCCTAACAATTGTGTAATAGATAAAGCGCGACGACTTTCTTGTGTAGGATTTGTTTTTTTTTTGTTTTTGAAAGAGTTAGCCATTTTGGATTTACTATTTTTAAGAAATTTAATAGTTATGAACACCAATCAAATGTGTGCATAAAAAATGATAAGTTCTAAAAATTTTATGTTTTTAATAAATATAAGTATATCAAATACTGATAAAATGCATATACATTTTAGTTTTATTTTTAATATAAAAAATACTCTTATTTGTTTTGAACAAAGAACAAATCTGGTTCCTTTTTTATTAAAGGAGCCTTCATGCAAGAAGTCCTTTCTTCCGGTAACTACTTAAGTATTATAACTAATTATATTTAAATATAATTAGTTATAATACTTAAGTAGTTACCGTAAGAAAGGGCTAGATCTTTTAAAGCCGACCTTAAAAAGGAGAGCAACCTTTTCCCCTCGTAGAAGCAGCCGGGGCGTCCTACGAGCCCAGGGGTGCTCTGGACCTTTCAGTCTCTTCCTTCGATGACCACCCCTTCTGCGGCCTCCTTCTTTCCTTGTTTTTTCTCGGGGGCCCCTAGCCCCAAGTTGGGGCTAGGGGCCCCCCTTAAACCTAAGTATAGACCGAAGGTCTAGCTATACTTAGTTTTAAGCCGGAGCCGTAGGGAGCGAAGCGTAAGAGGGGAGAAAACCAAGGACAGGGCGGCCATTGAGCCCGCCCCTCGATGGCCCCTCGATGGCCGGGGTGGCCATCGAACCCGGGGCTCGATGGCCGCCCCTTCTGCGGCCATCGAGGGGCCATCGAACCCGAAGGAGGCCTCCTTCTTTCCTTGTTTTTCTCCCCTCTTACGCTTCGCTCCCTACGGCTCCGGCTTAAACCTAAGTATAGACCGAAGGGGTCTAGCTATACTTAGTTTTAAGGGGGGCCCCTAGCCCCAACTTGGGGCTAGGGGCCCCCGAGAAAAAACAAGGACAGGGCGGTCGGGGGCCCCTAGCCCCAACTTGGGGCAGGGGCCCCCAAGCCCTTCCTTGGAAATTCCCTTTTTAATGAACTATAACAAAGTTATAGTTCATTAAAAAGGGAATTTCCAAGGAAGGGCCGGGGCTCGATGGCCGCCCCTTCTGCGGCCATCGAGGGGGTGGCCATCGACCCCTTGGTTTTTCCCTTCCTCCGCTTCCCCTTCGGCTTTCCCCTCGTAGAAGCAGCCCCCTCCTTAAAAAGGGTTCGATGGCCACCCCCGGGTTCGATGGCCACCCCGGCCATCGAGGGGCCAGCGAGGGGCCATCGAGGGGAAGAACCCTCTGCTTCTCCTACCCTTCGGTACGGTTTCCTATTTAAACGGATTATATTTGAATATAATACGTTTAAATAGGAAACCGTACCGAAGGGTAGGAGAAGCAGAGGAAAGCCGGAGGGGTTCGTAGGCCACCCCTTTAAGCCTTTCCCCTCGTAGGCCGCAGAAGGGCGGCCTACGAGACTGAAAGGTCCAGAGCACCGCTTCCTCTTTCCCTACGGCTCCTACCCAAGCACCGGTGAGGTCCGGTTTCCCATTATAAATAAGTTTAGACCGAAGGGGTCAAGCCGAAGCTGGAGCTAGGAAGTTTCTCCCTCCTACCCTCCGGCTCCGGCTTATAAATAAGTTTAGCTAGACCCCTTCGGTCTAAACTTATTTATAAGCCGGAGCCGGAGGGTAGGAGGGAGAAACTTCCTCGCCTTCTGCCTCGTAGGCCGCAGAAGGGCGGCCTACGAGCCCGGAGGGGTAGAGGCTGGACTTATTTATAATGGGAAACCGGACCTCACCGGTGCTTGGGTAGGAGCCGGAGGGAAAGAGGAAGCGGTGCTCTGGACCTTTCAGTCTCTTCCTTCGATGGCCACCCCATCGATGGCTGCTTCGGAAGAAGGGCGGCCATCGAGCCTGCTTCTACGAGCCGGAGGGAAGGAGAGAGGGGAAAGCGGTGCTCTGTACCTTTCAGTCTCGTAGGCCGCTCGGGGGGGGGGCCAGCCCATACTATGGGCTGGGGTTGGGGGCCCCTGCCCCAACTTGGGGCTGGGGGCCCCCGAGCCCCCGAGCCCCAGCCCATAGTATGGGCTGGGGTTGGGGGCCCCTGCCCCAACTTGGGGCAGGGGTCGGGGGCCCCTAGCCCCAACTTGGGGCAGGGGCCCCCAAGCCCGTCCTTGTTTTTTCCCCTTAAAACTAAGTATAGTCAGACTATACTTAGTTTTAAGGGGAAAAAACAAGGAAGAGCCCCCGACCCTTCTGCGGCCTACGAGCCGGAGGGAAGGAGAGAGGGGGAAGGTAAAAACCAAGGAAGGAACTGCTGCAGCCGGGTTGGAACACCCTCTAAACCAAAGTCGCAGGAGTAGCCATGCTCCTACTATAAGCTCTTTACTTACTTATAAGAGGCCTGTCATCCTTCTTACTAAATTTACCAGAGTCCCGTAGGCTACGGTACAAGAACTCCCGTCTGCTACTTATAAGAGGAGAAAACTCTTATTAAGTTAAGTGGAAGACGCCCCTTATTGCTCTTAAGAATTTAAAGGAGCTTTTCCCTTACTTACCGAAGGGTACTAACCGAAGGGTAAGTAGGGTACTTACTTAGCGAAGCGTACTGGCTTACTTACTTACTTACTTATAAGAGCAATAAGCGAGGATCCTAATAGACTTCTTACTTACTTATAAGAGGTCCTACCTATACCCTACGTCTCCTTATTGCTCTTAAATAAGGGATGTGGAAGAAGCGCGGTCTTTAAAAGCTTTTTAGTTCCTAATAAGAGTCTTACTTATAAGGTTGCCTTATTGCTCTTAATAATTAAAAGGTTTAACAGCCTTGCTGCTATAAGCGTTTCTAAGACTCATAATCTTCTTACTTACTTATAAGAGGTCCTACCTATACCCTACGTCTCCCTTATTGCTCTTAATAATTTAAAGGTTTAACAGCCTGGTCCCTGCAATAAGCTCTTCTTGGATGTCGAATCGGCTGTTCCTTCCTTATAAGTTTTCCCTACTTACTTATAAGTGCCATATTGCATAAGGCAAAAATGGAATCCCTTTTCTTACTTCCTGCTATAAGAGGTAGAATAATCTTCTTACTTATAAGTTCCCTAGGCGCCCCCTCGTTGGGTTCGAAGGCCACCCCCTCGATGGCCGGGGGCGGCCATCGAGCCCCGGCCAACGAGGGGCCTCCCTCTTTCCCCTTAAAAGGGCGGGAAACCGGGCGGGCTAGAACGAGAAGAACCCCTTAAAAACTCTTATAATATAAAGTGGGCCCTCCTTCGGGTTCGATGGCCACCCCCTCGTTGGCCGGGGGCGGCCAACGAGGGGGTGGCCATCGAACCCTATGTTTTATACCTCCCTCCTTCCCTACGGCTCCGGCTCCGGCTTAAAACTAAGTTTAGCTAGACCCCTTCGGTCTAAACTTAGTTTTAAGCCGGAGCCGGAGCCGTAGGGAAGGAGGGAGGGAGAAAACATAGCCGGACCGGAGGGAAGGAGAGAAGGGCCGGGGTGGTCGGGGGCCCCAGCCCATACTTGGGGCTGGGGCTCGGGGGCTCGGGGGCCCCCAGCCCCAAGTATGGGCAGGGGCCCCAACCCCAGCCCCAAGTATGGGCTGGGGCCCCCCCGAGCCATCGAAGGAAGAGGGGCGAGAACGCTCTTTCTTTCCTTTAAAACAGGCCTGCACCTTTAAGGAGCTACTTACTTACTTATAAGAGGTAGAGACCTTCCCGAAGTACTAGCCCGTCTGCTACTTACTTATAAGAGGTAGAATCAAGTTCTTCCATAATGGGTGAAACCGCGCCCATAGGGTGTTCTTGCTCCTTTTTGCCGCAGAGAGCCCCTTCTGCGCAGAAGAGCTGCGAAAAGAAAGAGCAAGGCCGGTCACTTACTTACTTATAAGTGACCACAGGCTTACTTATAAGTAAGAGGCTCTTCTGCTCCTTAACTCTTATTAAGTTAAGTGCCTTCGCTGTAAGCACCAAACGCTCTTTCTTTACTTTAAAGCAAGAAGGCCTGGCATCTACTTACTTCTAAGAGGTATACGCCCGACCCCTCTTATAAGTAAGTAAGAGGAGCCCAGTTTCTCTCGTACTTATAAGTAAATAAGGGCTCTTTAAGGAAGTTTTCGGTGGTTCCCCCCCCCTCGTAGGGAAACCGGGTTTAAGGAACGAGCCCTGCTTATAAGGGCGCGTTTACGTAGAAAAAATAAGGAGTTTCTTGCGAGGTAGCTATTATAGGTATTTAAGACAGTCAAAAATGGAGGATTTCTTATTTATTTTATTACCCTACGTCTCCATATTGATTGCTCTTAAAATGGCCTTATGTCTTATAAGTAAGTAAGTAAGTAAGTAAGTAAGTAAGTAAGTAAGTAAGAAAAGAGCTATAAGAGGTCTTTTACTTACCAAAGTACCGTAGGGTACCCTACGGTACAAGAACTCCCGTCTGCTACTTATAAGAGGTCTATAGCTAGAATTCGGGGCTCCTTCTTACTTACTTATAAGTGGGGCGGTTTCCCACTTAACAGCCTGTAAGCACAAAGCTACTTACTTATAAGACCGCAGGGACCGAAGGGTAAGGAGGACCAGCATTCTTAGTTACTTATAAGTAAGTAAGAGGTGTATAACTATAAGTGCCTTCGCTGTAAGCACCAACCGCTCTTTCTTTCCTTTATAGCAGGCCTGTAAGCAAGAACCCGAAGCTACTTATAAGTAAGAGGTAGAACCCCAGCGGATTCTTGTATTTATAAGAGGATTTCTAATAAGTAGAATGGCGAAAAGAGCGGCCTTCTTCCACAGCAGGCATAGCTCTATTATAGGTAGAGACAGGCTCTTATACCCTACGGTAAGCACGAAGGGTGCTCTAGTAGGTACTTACTTATAAGAGCCCTATAAACTTACTTCTAAGAGGGGCCTGCTCCTACTCTTATAGTAAGTAAGACAGTCCGCTACGCTAAGTAACCGAAGGGTAGTGGGCCAGTACGCTTCGCTAAGCCAGTCCGCTTCGCTAAGCCAGTACGCTTCGCTAACCGAAGGGTAGTGGGCCAGGACGCTTCGCTAAGCCAGTCCGCTTCGCTAAGCCAGTACGCTTCGCTAACCGAAGGGTAGTGGGCCAGTCCGCTTCGCTAACCGAAGGGTAGTGGGCCAGTCCGCTTCGCTAAGTAACCGAAGGGTAGTGGGTCCCCTACGGCTCTCTCTTGGTTTTCTCCCTCCCTCCCCTCTACCACTTCGTTCCCTACGGCTACGGCTCCGGCTCCGGCTTAAAACTAAGTATAGACCGAAGGGGTCTAGCTATACTTAGTTTAAAGCCGGAGGGACCGGAGGGGTAGAGGAAAGGACGGGCCCCAGCCCATAGTATGGGCTGGGGCTCGGGGGCCCCAGCCCATAGTCTGGGCTGGGGCCCCCCCGACCGTCCTTGTTTTTCTCCACCCCTTCGGTTTAAAATTAACTATAACCTGGTTATAGTTAATTTTAAACCGAAGGGGTGGAGAAAGGGTTCGATGGCCACCCCCTCTTCCTATGTTTTTCCCCTTAAACCTAAGTATAGACCGAAGGGGTCTAGCTATACTTAGTTTTAAACCGGAGGGGCCCCATGGAGAAAACATAGCCGGACCGGAGGGTAGCCGGAGGGTAGAAGGAAGGGCCGGAAGAAGGGCGGCCATCGAGCCCCGGCCCTTCCTTCTACCCTCCGGCTACCCTCCGGTCCGGCTATGTTTTCTCCATGGGGCCCCTCCGGTTTAAAACTAAGTATAGCTAGACCCCTTCGGTCTATACTTAGGTTTAAGGGGAAAAACATAGGAAGAGGGGAAACGCTTCGCTAACCGAAGGGTAGTGGGCCAGTCCGATTCGCTAAGCCAGTACGCTTCGCTAACCGAAGGGTAGTGGGTCCCCTACGGCTCTCTCTTGGTTTTCCTCTACCCCTCCGGTTCCCTTCCTCCTACCCTCCGGCTCCGGCTACCCTCCGGTCCGGCTTAAAACTAAGTATAGACCGAAGGGGTCTAGCTATACTTAGTTTTAAGCCGGAGCCGTAGGGAGCGAAGCGTAAGAGGGGAGAAAAACAAGGACGGGCTCGGGGGCCCCCAGCCCATAGTATGGGCTGGGGTTGGGGGCCCCTGCCCCAACTTGGGGCAGGGGCCCCCGAGCCCCCCGACCGTCCTTTCTCCACCCCTTCGGTTTAAAATTAACTATAACCTGGTTATAGTTAATTTTAAACCGAAGGGGTGGAGAAAGGAAACGCTTCGCTAACCGAAGGGTAGTGGGCCAGGACGCTTCGCAAACCGAAGGGTAGTGGGCCAGTACGCTTCGCTAACCGAAGGGTAGTGGGCCAGTACGCTTCGCTAAGTAAGTATGTACCCTACTGACCCCTCCGTATTCCTACGGTAACCGACAGACTAGAGTACCCTTCGGTTGGTACCCTTCGGTTGTTACCCTACGGTAAGCTAGTACCCTACTGACCCTACGTCTTCCTACTAGAGTACCCTTCGGTTAGTACATCGGCTTATAAGTAAGAGGGATAAACTTCTTACTTAGCGAAGCGTACTGGCTTACTTATAAGAGGTCGATACCTCTAACTTTTAAAGGACCGCTATGCCCTTTTCCCTTACTTATAAGAGCAATACGCTTTTAGGAAGAGGTAGAATTCTTACTCTCTTTCCCTCCGGTCCTTCTAAGAGGATTCGAGAAGTGCCCTTAGACCGCCTCTTCCTCTACCCCTCCGGTCCCTCCGGCTTCGGTAAAGCAGGCCTGTAAGCACCCGAAGCTACTTGTAAGAGGTAGACCCGCCCCCTTCTGCGGTCTTATAAGTAAGTAAATAAGGGCTCTTTACCGACCGCAGGGGTTATTCCTGCTGGGAAACCTGCCGTAAGAGCCCGCCTTTAAACCGGAGGGAAAGAGGAACCCCTTTCAGTATTTTTACCATTATAAATAAGTTTAGTTAGACCGAAGGGCTCTTCCTTCGATGGCTCGGGGGGGCTCGGGGGCCCCTGCCCCAAGTTGGGGCAGGGGCCCCCAACCCCAGCCTTGGGGCTGGGGGCCCCCGAGCCCCAGCCCCAAGGCTGGGGCTCGGGGGCCCCCAGCCCCAAGGCTGGGGGCCCCCCCCGACCACCCCCTCGATGGCCGGAAGAAGGGCGGCCATCGAGCCCCTCACGGTCCCTTCCTACCCCCCCCCGGTACGGCTCCGGTTCCTTCCCTCTACCACTTCGTTCCCTATCCCCTACGGCGGCCTCCTTCCCCTCTACCACTTCGTTCCCTACGGCTCCGGTACGGCTCCGGCTCCGGCTACCCTCCGGTCTGGCTACGGCTCCGGCTCCGGTCCGGTCGGGCTCTCCCCTACCCTACGGCTCCCCTCTACCACTTCGTTCCCTACGGCTTTCCCTACGGTCCTCTCCTCTTACACTTCGTTCCCTACGGCTCCGGCTACCCTTCGGTCCGGCTACCCTCCGGTCCGGCTCCGGCTCTTTCCCTCCGGTCCCTACGGCTCCGGTCGGGGGCCCCCAGCCTTGGGGCTGGGGGCCCCCGAGCTCCGGTAAGGTCCGGCTAGGTTTTCTCCACCCCTCCGGTTTATAAATAAGTTTAGACCGAAGGGGTCTAGCTAAACTTAGTTTAAAACCGAAGGGGCTATATGGCCGCCCTGTCCTTGTTTTTCCTCTTTCCCTCCGGGCTCGTAGGCCGCTCGGGGGCCCCAGCCCCAAGGCTGGGGCCCCCGACCCTTCTGCGGCCTACGAGGCAGAAGTCGATTTTCTCCCTCCCCTCTACCGCTTCGCTCCCTACGGCTCCGGCTCCGGCTTATAAATAAGTTTAGACCGAAGGGGTCTAGCTCAACTTATTTATAAGCCGGAGCCGGAGCCGTAGGGAGCGAAGCGGTAGAGGGGAGGGAGAAAAGAAAGGGTCCTCCGGCTTAAACCTAAGTATAGACCGAAGGGGTCTAGCTATACTTAGTTTTAAACCGGAGGGGCTATATGGCCGCTCGGGGGCCCCTAGCCCCAAGTTGGGGCTAGGGGCCCCCGAGCGGCCATATAGCCCCGGCCCTTCCTTCTGCCCTACGGCTCTCCTCTCCCCTCTTTCCCTCCGGTCCCTACGGCTCCGGTCCGGTCCGGGACGGCTCTCCCTCCCTACCTCCTCTCCCCTCCCCTCCTTCCCTCCGGCTCTTACACTTCGTTCCCTACGGCTACGGCTCCGGCTCTTACGCTCTGCTACCCTTCGGCTCCCCTCCCCTCTACCACTTCGTTCCCTTCGGCTCCGGCTCTTACGCTCTGCTACCCTTCGGTCCCTACGGCTCCGGCTCCGGGACGGCTACGGCTCCGGGACGGCTACGGCTACGGCTACGGTTCGGTCCGGCTATGTTTTCTCCCCTCCTACCCTCCGGCTCTTTCCCTCCGGTCCCTACGGCTCCGGCTCCGGCTTCAAAATAAGTTTAGACCGAAGGGGTCTAAACTTATTTTGAAGCCGGAGCCGGAGCCGTAGGGACCGGAGGGAAAGAGCCGGAGGGTAGGAGGGGAGAAAACATAGGAAGAGGGGAAGAGGGGAAGAGCCCACTCGTAGGCCGGAAGAAGGGCGGCCCTTCTCTCCTTCCCTTCGGTCCGGCTATGTTTTTACCCTTAAAACTAAGTTTAGACCGAAGGGGTCTAGCTAAACTTAGTTTTAAGGGTAAAAACATAGGGTTCGATGGCCACCCCCGGGGCTCGATGGCCACCCCGGCCATCGAGGGGCCTCCTTCTTTCCTTGTTTTTTCTCGGGGGCCCCCAGCCCCAAGTTGGGGCTGGGGGCCCCCGACCATTAAAACTAAGTATAGCTAGACCCCTTCGGTCTATACTTAGTTTTAATGGTCGGGGGCCCCCAGCCCCAACTTGGGGCTGGGGGCCCCCGAGAAAAAACAAGGACAGGGCGGCCATCGAGCCCCCTCTTCCTATGTTTTTCCCATTATAATTAACTATAACAAAGTTATAGTTAATTATAATGGGAAAAACATAGGAAGGGCTGCTTCGGCAGAAGGGCGGCCATCGAGCAAGAACCGGTCGGGGGTTGGGGGCCCCCAGCCCCACCTTGGGGCTGGGGGCCCCCGAGCCCCAGCCTTGGGGCTGGGGCCCCCGAGCCCTTCCTATGTTTTTCCCATTATAATTAACTATAACTTTGTTATAGTTAATTATAAGCCGGAGCCGGAGCCGTAGGGACCGGAGGGAAAGAGCCGGAGGGTAGGAGGGGAGAAAACATAGGAAGAGGGGAAGAGCCCCTGCTGGTTTAACGAAGGGGGAAACCAGCTGTTTCCTCGAGGAAAGGGAAACCGGCCTACGAAGGAACCAAAGGCGGCCTTTGTTTATTTGTTTTTTTGTAAAAAAGAAAGAAATAGAAAAAGAGGCTACCTGTACCTCACCCTTTTCTTATTGGCCGTAGAGGGTGCCTTTCTTAACCGTATACTTACACTTATAGTAACCTTTATGCGTATACGTTAATTAAACTTACAATATGTTACACGTACTACGTAATACAAAGAAGAAGGTCTGATAAAGCCCTTTTAAAAGCCCTGGCCTTATGAACGGTAGCGTATCCGTCTAATAATGTCCCGTTAAAGGAGGCCGTGAAGGGTTTCCGAGTTTCAATTGGTCTTATTACTCTTATTAGTTAGTTAGTTAGTTAGTTAGTTAGTTAGTTAGTTAGTTAGTTAGTTAGTTAGTTAGTTAGTTAGTTAGTTAGTTAGTTAGTTAGTTAGTTAGTTAGTTAGTTAGTCTATTTCTTATTCTTCTAATTATAATTACAATATGTTACACGTACTACGCCCTTTATTGCAGAGCTGGTTCCTCGAGGGGGAAGGGTTAAAGGTATAATTCTTATAATTATAATTACAATATGTTACACGTACTACGCCCTTTATTGCAGAGCCATCGAGGGGGGAAGGCACCATGCGGAGCATCATTTATTCGATATTGAGCAAGGGCGAAATAGAGACGGGCTTTTACCGTACGTAGCGTACGTTTAAAACACGTATAAGAAAAGAAAGAAAGAAAGAAAAGGAAGAAAGGGAATATGCCTTCCCTTTTTCCCTTCTCTTCTTTTCCCTTCTCTTCTTCTTATGCAGAGGAAAAAGGCCTAAAGGCCTCTTTCCTTTCTCCTTAATCGTAGCCTAATACGCTTATGGGAATCGAGCTGACTGTTAGACGCCTATGGTACACCTGTTAGCACATAAACATGCAAAGAACAATAAGTTATTAAAGCTGATTAATAACTGTAGGAACTATGAATAAGACCTACCTTTAGGTCTTATGAATAACTGTAGAACCCTTCCCCTACCCTACGGCTCTCTCTATGTTTTTCCCCTTATAATTAACTATAACAAAGTTATAGTTAATTATAAGGGGAAAAACATAGGAGAGGCTCGGGGGGCCCCAGCCCATACTTGGGGCTCGGGGGGCCCCAGCCCATACTTGGGGCTGGGGCCCCCGAGCCCCAGCCCCAAGTATGGGCTGGGGCCCCCGAGCGGCCATCGAGCCCCTTCGAAGGGGTAAGTTCCTTCCGGTTTCCTTTTCCTCCCTATAGGGCCGGGGCTATAAGGCCGGAGGCGTCCCTTCTTCTGCATATCTGCACTTCTGCGGGTGGTTCCCCATTTGCATAGCTGCATATCTGCCTTTCGGGTGAAACGTGGTGGCCCTGCCTTATAAAGGCGGTAAAGGCCTTAAAGCCTTTACCGCCTTTATAATAAACTACAACCGGTCTTCCCTAAAGCCCTTTCCCCTGAAGCCTTTAAGGGTTTTACGCTTGGTACCAAACCGCCGCCTTTAAGGGTTTTACGCTTGGTACCAAACCGCCTTTTAACGGCAACGGCCTTTAAACCTTTACGATTTGTACCAAACACTCTTTAGGAAACAGCCTGTTTCTAAAGAAGCCCTTTTACGCTTTGGGAACCACCAAACATCCTGTTTCTAAAGCATTTAATGGGAAGCCGCAGCCCTTTTACGCTTGGTACCAAACCTTCTTTACCGCCTTAAAAGCTCTTTAGAAATGCCCTTTTTAGAGCCCTTTACGGGAAGTAAAAGGGGCTCTTCCTTGGTTTTTCCCCTTAAAACTAAGTATAGTCTGACTATACTTAGTTTTAAGGGGAAAAACCAAGAACGGGCTTTTCCTTGGTTTTTCCCCTTAAAACTAAGTATAGTCTGACTATACTTAGTTTTAAGGGGAAAAACCAAGAACGGGCTTGTCCTTGGTTTTTCGGCCCCTAGCCCCAAGTTGGGGCTAGGGGCCCCCGACCATTAAAATGAACTATAACTAAGTTATAGTTCATTTTAATGGGAAAAACCAAGAACGGGCTTTTCCTTGGGTTTTCCCCTTAAAACTAAGTAGAGTCTGACTCTACTTAGTTTTAAGGGGAAAACCCAAGGACGGGCCCCTGCCCCAAGTTGGGGCTAGGGGCCCCCGACCCCTGCCCATAGTATGGGCTGGGGGCCCCCGACCCCCAGCCCCAAGTATGGGCTGGGGCCCCCCCGACCGCCCTTTACTGCCGGGTGACAAAGGGAAAGGCCTTTACGCTTCCTTTCTCTAAGCTTAAAAGCCTAAAGGCCTTTAGAAACAGGCTGTTTCCTAAAGGCGGTTTCCCATTAATGCATTTGAAAGCCTTTAAAGGGAAGCCGCATATAGGCATGTTAAAGGCTGATGTTTGGTACATAGCGGCTAAAGGACGGTTAAAAAGGATAATGGCGTTAGGTACAAAACGTTGTCGTTTTAAAGGCCTTAAGGGAACGACAAAATGCCCCGGGATAGAAGACACCTAAAGGAAAGCCCTCTGCAGAGCAGGGGCTCGTGTAAACAGCCGTTTTTCCCTCTGCAGAGCAGGGGCTCTTCCTTTTCCCTTCCTTTTCCTCTCTAGCTTCGCGCCCTCCGGCTCTTATTAAGAAGCAGGCTCTTCCTTTTCCCTTCCCCTCTCTCCTACCGCCCCTCCGGCTACGGCTCTCTCTTAGGTAAGTTTTCTCCCCTCCTACCCTCCGGCTCTCTCTTTCTGCTACCCTTCGGTCCCTACGGCTACGGCTCCGGCTTAAAACTAAGTCCAGCTCTTTCCCTCCGGCTTACGCTCCGCTCTACCCTACGGCTCCTACCCTTCGGTTCCTTCTACCCTCCGGCTACCCTTCGGTCCGGCTACCCTCCGGTCCGGCTCCGGTCCGGTCGGTCTGACTAAACTTAGTTTTAAACCGAAGGGGCTATATGGCCCCTATATGGCCGGGGTGGCCATCGAACCCGCCCTGTCCTTTTTCCCCTTAAACCTAAGTATAGACCGAAGGGGTCTAGCTATACTTAGTTTTAAACCGGAGGGGCTCGTAGGCCGCCCGCCGAAGGAGGCCTACGAGGGGGCTCTTCCTTGGGCTCGTAGGCCGCCCTTCTGCGGCCTACGAGGGGAAAGATCCTTTTTAATGAACTATAACTTTGTTATAGTTCATTAAAAAGGATCTTTCCCCTCGTAGGCCGCAGAAGGGCGGCCTACGAGCCCAAGGAGAGGCCGCCACCCGGCCATATAGGGGGTGGAGAAACACAAGGAAAGAAGGAGGCCTCCTTCTTTCCTTGGTTTTTCCCCTTAAACCTAAGTATAGCTAGACCCCTTCGGTCTATACTTAGGTTTAAGGGGAAAAAGGACAGGGCTCGATGGCCGCCCCTTCTGCGGTCGGGGGCCCCAGCCCATACTATGGGCTGGGGCCCGTCCTTGGTTTTTCCCCTTAAAACTAAGTATAGCTAGACCCCTTCGGTCTATACTTAGTTTTAAGGGGAAAAACCAAGGAAGAGCCCTTCTCTCCTACCCTTCGGTCCGGCTATGTTTTTCCCATTAAATCTAAGTTTAGTCAGACCGAAGCCGGAGCCGGACTGGAGGGTAGCCGGAGCCGTAGGGAAGGAGGAAGAGACCGCCGTAGGGGAGAGGGTAGGAGCCGTAGGGTAGCTGTACTTAGTTTTAAGCCGGAGGGAGCGAAGCGTAAAAGGAAAACCTAGGAAGAGGGGGTGGTCGGGGGCCCCAGCCCATACTTGGGGCTGGGGCCCCCGAGCCATCGAAGCCGAAGGAGGCCATCGTGGGGGAAGAACCCTTGTTTTTTCCCATTTAATCTGACTAAAATTATAACCTCACTAAGGCTTAAAGGAGGGGCGGTTGGAGCCGGAGCCGTAGCCGGACCGGAGGGTAGCCGGAGCCGTAGGGAACGAAGTGGTAGAGGGAAGGAACCGGAGCCGTAGGGACCGGAGGGAAAGAGGGGAGCCGTAGGGTAGGGAGGGAGGACAAAATTAACTATAATTAGTTTGCCGTGAATTTTAAATGGTGTTCCAAACTTACTAGGAGAGAAGGAATTAAAACTAAAAGCATCCAGACGGCTTTCCCCTCTTCCCCTCTTCCTATGTTTTCTCCTACCCTCCGGCTTAAACCTAAGTTTAGCTAGACCCCTTCGGTCTAAACTTAGGTTTAAGCCGGAGGGTAGGAGAAAACATAGGGGAGGCCGGGGCTCAATGGCCGCCCCTTCTGCGGTCGGGGGCCCCAGCCCATACTTGGGGCTGGGGCCCCCGAGCCTCTTCCTTGGAAAGATCCTTTTAAATGAACTATAACTTTGTTATAGTTCATTTAAAAGGATCTTTCCAAGGAAGAGGGGGTGGCCATCGAACCCTATGTTTTCTCCACCCCTCCGGTTTATAAATAAGTTTAGCTAGACCCCTTCGGTCTAAACTTATTTATAAACCGGAGGGGTGGAGAAAACATAGCCGGACCTTACCGAACCGGAGGGTAGCCGGAGCCGTAGCCGTACCGGAGCCGGAGCCGTACCGGACCGGAGGGAAGGAGGCGAAGCGTAAGAGGACGAAGTGGTAGAGCCGGAGCCGTAGCCGTAGGGAAGGAGGGAGGGAGGGGAGCCGAAGGGTAGCAGAGCGTAAGAGCCGGAGCCGTACCGGAGGGAAGGAGCCGAAGGGTAGCAGAAAGAGAGAGCCGGAGCCGGAGGGAAGAAGGGACCGTAGGGTAGGGGAAGGGAGAGCCGGACCGGACCGGAGGGTAGCCGTAGCCGTAGCCGTACCGGAGCCGTAGCCGTCCCGGACCGGAGGGACCGAAGGGTAGCAGAGCGTAAGAGGCCGAAGGGTAGCTCTGTCGGCCGAAGGGTAGCAGAAAGAGAGAGCCGGAGCCGTAGCCGTACCGGACCGGAGCCGGAGCCGTAGGGAAGGAGGGAGGGAGAGGAGCCGAAGGGTAGCAGAGCGTAAGAGCCGGACCGGAGGGAAGGAGAGGAGGGGAGGGGAGGCGAAGCGTAAGAGGGGAGGAAGGGAGAGCCGGACCGGACCGTAGCCGTAGGGACCGGAGGGAAAGAGGGGAGAGCCGTACCGGAGGGGAGCCGGACCGGACCGGAGGGTAGGAGAGGAAGGAAGGAAGGAAGGAAGGAAGGAAGGAAGGAAGGGCTGCTTCGGAATAAGGGCGGCCCTCGAGCCCCTACCCTACGGCTCTCTCTTAGGTAAGTTTTTCCCATTATAATTAACTATAACAAAGTTATAGTTAATTATAAGCCGTAGCCGGAGCCGTAGCCGGACCGGAGGGTAGCCGGACCGGACCGAACCGGAGGGTAGCCGGAGGGTAGAAGGCCGGAGGGTATAAGGCCGGACCGGAGGGAAGGAGAGCCGTACCGGAGGGAAGCCGAAGGGAAGAAGGAAGGAAGAGAGGACCGTAGGGAAAGCCGTAGGGAGCGAAGCGTAAGAGCCGGACCGGACCGGAGGGACCGAAGGGTAGCAGAGCGTAAGAGGCCGAAGGGTAGCAGAGCTCTGTCGGCCGAAGGGTAAGAGGGCCGTAGCCGGAGGGGCGGAGCGAAGCGTTAGAGGCCGGAGCCGTAGCCGGACCGGAGGCTAGCCGGGCGGGGCGGAGCACCCGCCGGTTGCTCCGCCCCGGAGCCGTAGGGAACGAAGTGGTAGAGGGAAGGTAGGGACCGTAGCCGGAGGGGCGGAACGAAGTGGTAGAGGGGAAAACCTAGGAATAGGGGCGGCCATCTAGCCCGCCGAAGGAGGCCTCCTTCGGGTTCGATGGCCACCCCCTATATGGCCGCAGAAGGGGCGGCCATATAGCCCTTCTGCTGCCCTTCCTTCTCTCCCTCCCTCCCCTCTACCACTTCGTTCCCTACGGCTACGGCTCCGGCTCCGGTCCGGCTCTCCCCTCTACCACTTCGTTCCCTCCGGCTCCGGTTCGGTCCGGTCCGGCTCCCTCTACCACTTCGTCCCTCTACCACTTCGCTACCCTATCCCCTACGGCGGCCTCCTTCCTACCCTCCGGTCCGGTTCCCTCTACCACGTCGTCCTCTTACGCTCTGCTACCCTTCGGCCGACAGAGCTCTGCTACCCTTCGGTCCCTCCGGTCCGGTACGGCTCCGGCTACCCTCCGGTCCGGTCCGGCTATGTTTTCTCCACCCCTTCGGTTTAAAACTAAGTTTAGCTAGACCCCTTCGGTCTAAACTTAGGTTTAAGCCGGAGGGGTGGAGAAAACATAGAGAGAGGGGCGGGCGGCCATCGAGCCCCGGCTTCTTCTACGAGGGGTTTTCCTTGGTTTTTCCCCCCTCGTTGGCCTCCTTCGGCGGGCTCGTTGGCCGCCCTGTCCTTGTTTTTTCTCGGGGGCCCCTAGCCCCAAGTTGGGGCTAGGGGCCCCCAACCCCTTAAACCTAAGTATAGTCAGACTATACTTAGGTTTAAGGGGTTGGGGGCCCCTAGCCCCAACTTGGGGCTAGGGGCCCCCGAGAAAAAACAAGGAAAGAAGGAGGCCAACGAGGCAGAAGGGCGGCCAACGAGCCCGCCGAAGGAGGCCAACGAGGGGGAAAAACCAAGGAAAGGGAGAATTTTTACCATTATAAATAAGTTTAGTTAGACTAAACTTATTTATAATGGTAAAAATTCCTAGCCCCCCTTATTATTTATTTTTATCTATTTCTCTCACGCAGAAGGGGCTCGATGGCCCCTCTTCCTATGTTTTCCTCCCTACCCTACGGTACTTTCCTCCGGCTCTTACGCTTCGCTCCCTACGGCTCCGGTCGGGGGCCCCTAGCCCCAACTTGGGGCTAGGGGCCCCCGAGCTCCGGCTTAAAACTAAGTATAGCTAGACCCCTTCGGTCTATACTTAGTTTTAAGCCGGAGCCGGAGCCGTAGCCGTAGGGAACGAAGTGGTAGAGGGGAGGGAGGGAGAAAACCAAGAGAGAGCCGTAGGGGACCCCAGCCTTGGGGCTGGGGTTGGGGGCCCCTGCCCCAACTTGGGGCAGGGGCCCTCGAGCCCCCGAGCCATCGAAGGAAGAGCCCCGGCTGCTTCATCGAGCCGGAGGGACCGAAGGGTAAGAGGAGAGCCTGCTTCTTAATAAGAGGGGAAGGGAAAAGAAGACCCGGAGAACAACTTATAAGTAAGGAAATAAGGACAACATTTATTATATGATAAGACCGGAACAGCTGTTCTTATAAGTAAGTAAGAAATCTTAGATTTTCCGAGGACTAAAAAAAAGAAACAGGACAGCTATTCCCCGAAACAGTAACAGAACAAAAAGTATTAACGAATTCCTATCTACTCTTATTTATTTTTTTTATTTTTTGGAAAGTTAAAAAAAGTACTATTAAGTATTATTTATAGGTTGGACCGAAAAAAAGTACTATTAAGTATTATTTATAGGTTGTACCGAAAAATAGTACTTAATAGTAAAAAAACTGCTTTGAATAACAAGAAGAGGTAACATTTATGTAGAACGTAGCTACTAAAAAGTATACCACGAAAAACGTTTAAATAATTTTAACGTTTCCAGTTCAAAAACGTCACATTTTTTTAAATTATGAAAAGCATAATAATCTAATATTTCACGATTTTGTTCAAGTATTGAATATGCTTTTCCAAAAATTTCAAAAATAAAATGCGAATAAATTTCTGTTTTATCACAATCAAACATCTTATGTTTTAACCCTTTTGTTAATAACCAACGCCTATTACGTGGATTATAATAACTTTCCGCATCCGGAAAATCTAAAAACAGATCACCTACTTTTTCTACTAAAAAGTAGGTATAACGCCAATCTATATCACTTAAAAACGTAGTTTCTGGGTTATGTTCAGGTAATTGTCCATTTCACCATTGACTAGTTAAATAATTACTATGACGTCTTAAAATCCGATTTTTTAGAAACCAGTTAGTAGAACTAGATTTTTGTAAACTTTTTTGTTTTTGTAAACGCCCTAACACTAAGGTTGCGTTGTTAAAACCGGTGAAACGTTTTTCTAAAATTTCAGAACGATATTCCGTAGTAATAATTCCTCTTTGTGCTTGTTCCTTTACCCTTCTTTCTTTCTTTTCCATTTTTGTAAACGGAAAGAACGAAGGGTATAGAGAAGCCGCTCGGTGTGGCGCAACCGGTTTAATTCTTAGTTTTGGATTTCTTTGAGAAATCTCCGAAGGGACCAGTCCTTCTACGATTTTTCTATATACCCTTCTTTCGATTTCGTTTTTTTTAGAATAGGAAGGGTTGTTCTCTTTGTTTTTGGCACAAAAACAAAGAGCCGAAGGTTTCTTATTAGATCTCGGGGCAGCTATGCCTGGGGCTCGATGGCCGCCCCCTCGTTGGCCGGGGGCTCGATGGCCGCCCCCGGCCATCGAGGGGGCGGCCAACGAGCCCCCGGCCATCGAGGGGGAAGAGTCTGCTACGCCGAGGGTGGACCCTGAAGTGCTAAGACCAAAGTGGAGGGTAGAAGGAGGGGACGGAGACGTTAAACTTTCTTTAGAAGGCATGTGAGGGTATGAATAAAGTTTTTTAATCAAGTTTTGTTGTTGATGTAAACTAATTTTATCTAAAATACTAAAAACACCCAGAACACCAGGAAATAGACAAAGATTTGTTAAGCTTTTTTTATAATTTTCGTAACGCCGTGCTGGTAATAAGATATTTGAATATGGTGGTGTAGGCGGTTCAAACAAAAGGGTAGACGTGTTATTTGAAAAATTTAAAAAGTTAGGAACGATTAAATTTTGATGATATAAAAAACGTTTATATAGAAAGGTATTTACTAAAGTAGTAAATACTATTGTGGATAAAATCGTTTTAGTATAAGACGAATTGTTTATGGTTGTAGTATCTATATTTTTTAGATTTTTAAACATATAGCACTTTTTTGTTGTTTTTGAAAAAAACAACATTTCACCAAGTTTCCCAGATATTAACATAATTATATGATCTTTAAGTTGTTGTGGTGTTGCATAAAAACTTAAATAGATATTTGAGAATTCTGTATCAAATAGTTGTATGTGTTTATTATTTTTTAGAGTAGTCAGATATCCTTTATGTACATTTAAACTTGCTATAAAATACGTACTCGATAATATTTTTAAGATGTTTGGGGTTCTTAGGGCTGCTTCTTTTAGCAAGAATCCTTTCGTTCTTTCGGCAGCGTAGCAGCCGGATGCTTCTTTTAGCAACCGTTGTTTGCGTAACCCGTAATAAGGGCTCGTTGTTTTTTCTTTATGGAAAATCCACGTTTGTAAATTATGTTGTTTATTTAGTATTAAATTATTTAAAGTTAAATCTATAGATAATCCTTTTGGAGTCCAGCTTGCCCTGTCTGGAGTATGGGTTAGATGCGAGGGAACCCGGCTTTGCTGCCCAAGACTGAAAGTCCCAACGCCCATACTTGGGTCAGCGTTTCAGCCGGTTTCCCTTACATCAGCTCGGGGCCTGTTGCCCTTAATTGCTAAAAGAAGCCCGTTTTCCCAGATTTCCTGGAGCCCTAATTGGTTAATAAAGCCGGCATCTATTGTAGTTTTTAATTGTTCCCAACGTCCTAAAATCGTAATATTACCTAAAATAATTGTTTCATCTAAACGTCCGGGTCTACGCAATGCTGGGTCTAAAATTGATGGGATATGTGTTGTTGCAAAAACAACAAAACCTTTATTAGCTTTTACACTATCCATAATAACTAAAAGATCTGTTATCATGTCTATTTTCGAATTTAAAGAAGTTAATGCCATATCTGCTAATACAGCTACTTTTACACGTACTAATGTTCCATTTTCCGTACTTTTCAGAGACTTTAAATCTCCCATTTCTCTGGGCTTCTCCGTCGTAACATCCCTTTGGGCTGCTTTGCTCTTGGCGTTAGCAGCTCGGCGCTTGGTCCCCGTCCTACTCGTCCCGGGCTGCTTCGCTGCGGGTTCGGCCCCCTCTCTTCCCGGAAGAAGGGCCGTTCGAGACGTAAAAACCCGGAGACTAGAGCGGCCCCGCCCAGGCTTGGCGTCTGCAGGGATTGCCGGGGTTCTTCGGAGCACCTTAAAGGCGGGTGGGGGTGCGAAGCCCCACCCCCGACCGGTTTTCCCCTGGTCATTTCAGTGTAAAACGGAAAGCGGCGCTGACCGTGCCGAAGGCATCTGGCATCTACGCTGCTTCTCTGCTACTGTCGATATAAAAGGGGAGGGAAAAAGAATACGTAGCCGTCTGAAGGATCCGTAGGGAGGGAAAGAGTTAAAAGAAAGGAAACCCCTACCTCGTCTCCATAGAAGGGCGGAGCGGAACGCAGGAAGACCGAAAGGTTTCTTGCTAAAAGAAGCAGCCGGGTTTCCCGTTATTGACAATAAACCCGCGTTATTAAAAACGGTTATGAAATTATTATTTGGAGTACTATTAAACCTGTCATGTTTAAATAAATGAAACGAAAAATTTGAAAAAACACTTTTATATGGTTTTCTATAATGTGTTATTTTATATTTACTTTGTTGATATAAAACTTGATTTTTGTCATGTATTTCCTCCCTTTCACCTTCTATTAATCGTCCTGTACGTTGATCGTTACATACAGCCCGTGCTGTATGTCTCCCCTCGCCGCTAAGTAGTCTTCTAGAAAAATTAAAACTTCTACTTGTTCTGTGCGAAGATTGCCTTAAAGCTTTAGGGGAAGATGCACTCTGTGGCACCGTCGGGCTGCGCTTTCCGTTGCCCCTAGGCTGCGCTTTCAGATGCCAGATGCCATATGCCTTCGTCACGGAACTGCAACTTTTCCCCCCTCGTTGGCCGGGGTCTCGATGGCCGCTCGGGGGCCCCCAGCCCCAAGTTGGGGCTGGGGGCCCCCCTCGTTGGCCGGGGGCTCGATGGCCGACCCCTCGTTGTACGGGGGCTCGTTGGCCGCCCCCGGCCAACGAGGGGGCGGCCAACGAGCCCGCTCGGGGGTGCGAAGCCCCACCCGGCGGGTGGGGCTTCGCACCCCCGACCGGCTGCTTCAACGAGGGGGAAAACGTGAATGAAAGGTCAGATGCCAGATGCCCTCGGCACGGTGGCGAAGCTGGTTTAAGAGAATTTTTCCCAGAGACTCCTTGTTTTTTCCCCTTATAATGAATTCTAACTAAGTTATAATTAACTATGTCCTTGGTTTTTCCATTATAAATAAGTTTAGTCTGACTAAACTTATTTATAATGGAAAAACCAAGGATTCTCTGGGGAGAAACCAAGGAAGGAAAAGAAAAAGCACGGACGCGGGGCGTATGACTGCGCTGACCGTTGCCTCTGCCCGGCCTAAGAGGGTGCGGGCAGAGAAGCCCTTTTTGAAAAATTCCCAAAAAGAAAGCAGCTTTTTTGCTCCTTGAGATAGCATTTTCAGAAAAACTACTACTATGTTTAGATGTACCGCTTAAAAAAAGGTCTTTAGTTTTTTTTTTAGTCCTTAAAAAAGAAGGATTTAGGGTTTTATCTAAAAAAGGTGTTTGCATATCTGAAGAACCAGCATTATTATCAGTTAACAATGATGCTCTTCTTTCGCCAATAGCATGAATATCTTCAATTAAAAACAAACATGGACTGTTTAAAGCTAATGTCTCAAAAACATCTTTTAATAATTTCATACCAACAGCAACTCCCCTAGAAATCATAGCATATCTATAAGCATTATCCGTTATAATTTTAAGTTCAGTTTCACCAGCAATGGCTTGGATGAGTTCTTCGGGTAGAAGTGGGATTTTTGCATTTTCTAAGAGACTAGATAGTGCTATCTGATTTTCATCTAATCCTTCCAAAGTTAAATGGGGAACTTGTGGTATCCTGTTTTTTGGAGAACTACGTTCAACTTCAAAAGCTACATTTTTAGGTAAACCCATACCCTGAGAAGGCGTTTGGGAGAAATGCCGTTTTTTAAAAGTAGTGGAAAGCGATGGTTTTAAACCAGTTGTTTGGTTTTTATAAGGGGCAGCGTAGCAGCCAACTACTAAAATATTTTTAGAGATTTGTTTTGTTAATAAACCAGAGTAAATTTGACAAACTAAAGATCCTAAAGGTTGTTGTATTGTTTCATTTTTCGAACATAAACGATTCACTGCTATAAATCCTCTAAAAGGTGTTGTTCCACCAGTCGCTACTCCCTGACCTTTTATTGGTAAAAGAAACGGCTTTTTACCCATAACGCTGTGGCCCCTAAGGGGTTGCTTTAGAAGTCTTATAAGATGTTTCTCTTTCTTCTTACCTTTTGTATCTTTCAGCGCCAAAATAAAATTAGACGTTGTTTTACCTAGAAAGGGTGGACTTTGTAAAAGTAATTTCCTATTTAGAGGTTGTACATTAAGACTTGTTTTTTTTAGACTTGTAATGCTTTCTTCATTAAGTTCGAGTAAAAGAGTCGTAAGATCTAAAGATAACGGTGTTTCTTTTTGAAAAAGAACACTATCTAAATTTTGTAATAGAAAATCACCCCCTCGATGGCCGGGGGCGGCCATCGAGCCCCAAATATCCATAAAAATAGAACCTTTTTTTTGTCGTAACATTAAATCAGTATCTGGTTTGTAAAATTGACGAAGTAAAAGTTCATAAAGATGTAATAAATGTCGTTGTATAATTGGACTACCTATATAAAAAAACAATTTATTATTTAAAATATTGTATTGGTTTTTCTCTTCTTTACTCTGGGGGAACCCAGCAGTCATTTCAGCGTCTTTTAAAGTCGCGGCTTTTTCATTTAGTATTTCTCCACGCCCTTCAACGCCGTCTGAATTCGTATGTACCCCCTTCCTCTGGGATAACGTACTACTCCCTTTTCCAACCTTCTGTTGCGTTATAAACAGCTGCGGCTTATCAGCACGGCTCGGCTCTTCCACCAGCCCCTCCGCCGCCTTGCCTGTATATCCATCCTTTCAGTCTCTCGAAAGGTCCCTTATTTGAGCGCGAGCGTCAACCCCAGTCAATGAGGCTTCTGGGCTTTGGAAATCCCAAGACTCCTGCGTCTGGGCGCCTGTTCCTTTCCGTGGTAGGGGGCCTGGTCCTTTCATTTGCTCGGCTCCTATACTATAGTCTGAAAGGCTGCCTTCCGGCAGACTTGCCGCCTGACGTCTAGGGGCTCGATGGCCGCCCCCGGCCATCGAGGGGGAACGCCCCAGCCCGTAGACGTCAGGCTGAAAGTCTGACGGACGGGCGGGTACGTTTTTTCCTACGGCGGGATCGTAGGCAGCCCCTTCTGCGGCCCTACGAGGGGGAGCGTAGGGCGGAAAAAGAGAAGGCAGACTCGGGAGACTGAAAGGACCAGGCGGACGCAGCTCCGGTAGGGACGAAGGGCGGCTCGGAACGCTGAACGTAGGCATCTGACCCAAAAGAATACCAGAATCAGACGGGCGTGGCAAGGAGAAGAAAGAAGGCTTCTGGCACTCTGTTCTTATCCCGAAGGGTGTTCAAGGGAAAGGCATCTGTGGGATATGAAAAGGGAAAAGGGGAGTCTCTTTCATAGAGACATTTTGCGATATATTATGGAAAGTAGAATCTGTAGAAAAAAAGTAGGTACGGTAGGTAGTAAACCCTAAATTAAAAGCAAAAGGCCTTACATGTAAGATTCGCAAAAATTTAGATGTCGTAGTATTTATATAAATATCAAAATTTTCTGGGATTATTTTGGTTAAATCCGTCGACCATTCTACTAAAAATAAGTAAGCAATCCAATCAAGAATATAAACACCTGGTTTTTCAAAAAAACCAGTTACTTTTCTTGTAGAAAAAGGAATGAGATAGGTTAAGATTTGTTTTATAGTAGAAAAACTTGAATTATATTTTTTAGTATTCTTTTTTAAAAATTTGCTTAGAAAATAGATTAAATAGTATTTGCTTTTAACTTTACTGTTGTTCTTTTGTTTATGTACGTAATATTGATATGTATATAATTTCTTATCTTTTTTTTTCTTCTCCACTTTCTTTATTTGCTCTTTCCAGTTACCTCTTTCCTTATAAAATAAGCTTCCTTTTACCCCCCTCTTCCTATGTTTTTCCTTATAAATAAGTTTAGTCTGACTAAACTTATTTATAAGGGAAAAACATAGGAAGGGACGAGGGCTCGGGGTTCTTCGGAGCACCTTAAAGGCGGGTGGGGGTGCGAAGCCCCACCCCCGACCGGCTGCTTCAACGAGGGGGCGGCCAACGAGGGGGCGGCCAACGAGCCCCTGATCCTTTCAGTGGCTTGGTACTTTCAGTGGCTCCAAGACGTAAGGCGGCTCTGCTGCCGGAAGGGCGGAGCCGCTAACGTCTTGGGGTCCTTGAGAGGACAGGGCAAAAAAGGAATGCGGTGAACGAAGGCATATGACCCTTCTTTTAAGGCGTAAAGTATTATAATTAATTAATTTATTAAAATGGAGTATAGTAGATAATCCCGAGAGACTTATTAAATAAACAGTTTTAAAAAGTTGGTTATAATAAAACAATTCACTGTACTGTTGTTTTTTTTCCAAATCTACAGGAATATTCCTCATAGATAAGGAAAAAAAAGAAGACTGTTTCTTTTTTAAAAGCTTCCAGTTATTAAGGTTATTTTTTAAAAAGTTATCTAATTGTATTAAACTTTTATATGTACTTTTATAAATTTTACTAATACTTAATATATAAATTTTTAAAAGGTGTCTAACCTGCGAAATACTTATTAAAGTAAGTAATGTACAAAAATAAAAAAGTAAAGTACTTATAATACCAGTTTGTTTATATGTTTCAAATGTATCTTTTTTTCTATTTTTACTATTCTTTTCATATGCCACCCTTAAAAAACCCATATATTTTTTCTTCTCCTTTCTATTAAGCGGTGTTCCCCCCTTACTTCATAGTTCGGGCGGTTTCCTTAAAGTAAAAATTCTAGACTGTAAGGAGTCTTCTCTCGGACTTTTTCGTTCAAACCCCGGCAAGGCGTCTGGGCTAGGGGCTCTTAGGCTCTTCGTACCCCTGCCTATCCCCGTGCCTACCAGGGAAACCGGGCCTATGCGTCCCCTGCCTACTCGGGCAGCGAAGCAGCCAGGGGTAGGGGCTTGGCGAGCCCCCTCTCTGCCCGTAAGAAGGGCAGCCGTTCGAGGAAGAAGGGCAGCTCGTTCTGCAGCTCGGGGGCCCCCAGCCCCAAGTTGGGGCTTTCCTTGGTTTTTGGCCCCTAGCCCCAAGTTGGGGCTAGGGGCCCCCAACTCCTTAAACCTAAGTATAGTCTGACTATACTTAGGTTTAAGGGGAAAAACCAAGGACGGGCTCGGGGGCCCCCAGCCCCAAGTTGGGGCTGGGGGCCCCCAACCCCCAACCGCCTCGATGAAGCAGCCGGTCGGTGCGGAGCAACCGCTCGGGGTTCTTCGGAGCACCTTAAAGGCGGGTGCTCCACCCCCTCGATGGCCGGGGGCGGCCATCGAGCCCCGACCGGTTGCTCCGCACCGAGCGGTACCTAGAGCCCCCGAACACTGAAAGGACCCGGGAACGGAAGAAAGCGAAGCCGAGGAAAAGCAAGGTAAGAAAAAAGAGCCATCCAACCTAACTGTAGACTGGGTTGACACAAAACTGCCGGTAGTAAAGGAACCTAGGGAGGGGGCGACTAATATATTTGATGTAGGAAAGATTAATTGAGAAACCCCTGGGCCCCCATAAAGATTATTAGTTATATATGTTTTACTAATATTATTATAAAGATATTTTGTATTATAGGTTTTTAAATGTACCATATCTAAGAACTGCGATTTCCTTTTTTTTGAAACAGGAGCACTCACCGTTTTAGCGTCAAATGCCGGAACTGCCTGTGGCCAAAGGGCACGGTTAGGGCTTAGGGGCTCTAGGAGACTCCTTTGTTTACTGGCAGCTCCGTAGCCTTTGGGTCTAGTGAGGGTTACCTTACGGACCGAGCCCTTAAGAAGAAAACCCTCTTTTTCTTTTTTAAGAGCGCAGCGATAGGGAAAAAAACTGTTAACAAAATAAGGGTTTAATTGTAAATGTTGTTTAAATTCACGCATATCTTTTTTAGACAAAAAGGATATTAAATTTTTATTCGATTTTCCTAGTTTATTATTAAAACACATAAGGATACTTCCTGGTTTAATTCCAAAAAAAAAGGCTTTGAATTCTGTAATTGCAGATTTTTTAAAAGCTTTTTTCCACAAAATTTGATTTAGGATACTTAAAGAATCTGTTTGTTGTTTAGATAATTTTGGAGGGGTTTTTACTAGACTATCCTTAAAAAGAAAAACATTTGAATTTATAAAAATATTAGCTAAGGTATATTCAATTTTTTTAAATAATTGTTTGGTTTTATTAACATTTTCTTGTCGCCCTTGTGTCCCCGCCCGTTTTCCAAGAAATCCTAAACTAGAAAAGAGTATGTCTCCTAAAGGGGTCGCGCCCTTACCAAAAACCCATGTTTTTTCTTTTTTATTAAAAATATTAAATAAACTAGTATTTGTTTTTGATAATGCCCAATGCATCCGTAATAAGGGCTGCTTCGCCGTACCTTTTAGATTTGCTACAGTTTCTTCTTCGGTCAGCGTAGCAGCCACTAAAGGTCCAGTCATCCTATTACCGGTCACGACGCCACCTTCTCCAAGAAGTGCAGGTGCCGCAGAATGAATAAGGAAAGGAAAAAGAGAAGCTTGTCCTATTTTCAATATTGTTTCAGGCAAGTAGGAAAGGTTGGTAAGAAAAAAGAAAGAAGGTGATGACGTTACGTGCGAAAAAGAAGATGTACTCGTTACTTTAGAAGAAATATCAGATGTCGTTATTGATGTTTTATTTTTAACATTTGGGAAATATGCAACATTTAAAATTTGTGTTATATTTTTTAAAAATATACTTAAATTTTTAAAATCATTATGTTCTAAATTTCGTATTAAACGTTGTTTTGTATTAGCTTGTTTTAATCGCTTTTTTCCTATACCTCTTGTCAAATATAAAGAAGACTCCACTTTCAGCACCGAACCCGGTCTTCTTGTGCGGAGAACCGGTCGGGGGTGGGGCTTCGCACCCCCACCCGCCTTTAAGGTGCTCCGAAGAACCCCGAGCGGTTGCTCCGCACCGAGCGGTTCCCTTTTTTCCTCTCTGCCCTTTCTTGCCGAGTAGGCCGCCCTTAGATCCTTACTATTTGACAGTAAGGACGTCTCTACTTTATCCATTTTGATAGTAGCTTTGTTACCATCCACCATACAGGGGGAAATTTGATCCCTAGTAAAAGTAGAAGAAAACGGAGAGGTTGTATTGCTACTATTAGTTAGAGTAGTTGAAGGTGGTTTAATAAGTGTTTTCTCTGCACCATTATTGAAAATATTTTCACGTATTTGTGAAATGTAATCTTGTAATTGCATATAAGTTAAACGTTGATATTCATATACATAAAGTGCCGTTTGCCATTTCCTAGTTTCTCCATTTTTTTGTTTTCTAAAAGTATTAAATGCTTTAAATTTAAAACCACCTAGACTTACAAAAATCGATTTTTGTTGGCACGGCTCGTCTCTTTCTTTCCTATGGGGGAAAAAAAGAGACCTATTAGAATTATAATTAGAATTATCATTATAAGACCCGAAGGGAAAATCTTCTGGGTGCCGTTGGTCTCTCTTCAATAGAATACCCCCTTTCCTTATATTATGCTCTAGGGGACTCCTTTGTTCTCCCGGCCCATATGCTGCCTTGCCGGGGGAATACCTATTAGAATTAACTATACTTATTGGTATATTAAGTATATTAGGAACGCCTCCGCCCGTACGGGGCTCAGGCAAGGCTGCTTTGTGTCTGGTCCTTTCATTTGCTCTTGAAGGCATACTCGGGGGAAGACCACTAAAAGGACCAGGGGCTCGTTGGCCGCCCCCGGCCAACGAGGGGGGAAAATGTAGAATGCGCTGATCGTGCCGTGCCGAAGGCATCTGGCATCTGGCATCTGAGACCGGCAGCGTAGCAGACTTATTTAAACTTAAACTATCCCTTAAACTTAGAAGTCTAGGAAAATTCCCCTTAAGGAAACCGACAGAGCGCTGGGCCGAACTCCTAAATTTAAAATTTAAGGCCCTGCCCATACCTATAAAAATAGGTGTAGGGGCACCTTCAGCGTAGCAGCCCTCAATATCAAATACCTCCAATTCTTTGTGCAAAGGGAGTCTATTAAGAAATGTTCTTTCTTTTTTTTTTATGGTTTGTTTTATAGAATTTAAATTCTTTTTTACTTTTGTTAAGTAAGGGTTTAAATTTGTACGTAACCAATTTGATTTCCAAAGCAAACGTTTTAAATCACCTATTAAATAATTGGAAATAGTATAGTCTTCTTTTTTTATTCTTGTCGATAATAGGCTGTTAATAGTATTCCCCCATTTATTGTTTCCCCCTACAGGGGACAACAACGGAAAGACGAGGGGCTCGTTGGACCCCGGGCAGAGAGTAAAAACGGGCTGCTTCGCTGCCCAGGCAATGCTGCGTTGGCTCGTAGGCCCCAAGAGAAGGCCTACGAAGGGGTCTCCTGAAGACTGAAAGCTTCCTGGGACTTTCAGTGGTCTTCCACAAGACGTAAGGTTGCATCGCTGCCGGGCGTGGGCGCCCCCTCGTTGGCCGGGGGCTCGTTGGCCGCCCCCGGCCAACGAGGGGGCGGCCAACGAGCCCCCGAGGGTCCAGGCCCCCGAACAGCTTTGCCAGGGCTTAGCAGCCCTCAGCCTGTAGACAACGTGACTGAAAGGAGTTTTTAAAAGGGCATCTGGTCTAGTAAGAGGCTGGGGCTCGTTGGCCGCCCCCTCGTTGAAGCAGCCGGTCGGGGCGGAGCACCCGCCGGGTGGGGCTTCGCACCCCCTAGCGGGCTCGATGGCCGACCCCGGCCATCGAGGGGGAGGCCAACGAAGGGGAGAGGAAAGGAAAGGTAAGAAGAAAGAAGGGTGATTGAGATACAAGGCAAATGGGTATGCAGGGCTAACAGGTAATAAGCCTATTTTTTTTATGATATTCTCAAAAAACATATAGCGTAACCACGTAGGTCTAGGATAAAAACGTTTTTTACTACTTTCTTTTTTTATTTTTTTTTTTCTACGTTTTTTTTGAGCATCTTTATGGAGCTGTTCCAGGTTATTTTGTAACTTAGATTGATTCTTTATATCTCGCAAATAATACACTAAAGAATCAGAATCCCTTTTCTTAAAGAAGGTTTTTTCATTCTTAAACAAGGAGCTGTAGATAAGAGGAGTCTTACGCAACCTTTGGTTGTCGGGCTTTCCTTTATTTTTGACTCCAAGACTATAGCGGGCCCGCCCTTCCGGCAGCAGAGCAGCCTTACGTCTTGGGGCTCGTTGGCCGCCCCCTCGTTGGCCGGGGGCGGCCAACGAGCCCCCGACCATCGAGGGGGCGGCCAACGAGCCCCCGGCCATCGAGGGGGAACGCCCGGTTTCCCTCGTGGGTCGGGGAACGAGCCCCCGCCCATTAGAACTAATTATACCTAGGTTAGAATTCGTTATTTTGGGAAAAACAAAGAGCGAAGTTTTCTTCTTTTCTAGTTCCATTTTCTCTTCCTTTGGTAAAAAATGCTTAAATATGAAACCAGATGCTTGGGGCACAGCTCCGCCTGGCGGCCTACGCGGCAATAACCCCGGGTTACGAGGGAAACCTGGAGAGTCCTTTCAGTGCTCGGGGGTCTTCCCCCCTGGTCCTTTCAGTGGGAAAAGGGAGAAAAACGGGATAGCCAACAGCTTACGCGGAGGGGCGGCATGTGGTGGAGACATCCTATAGAAGGAAGTTAGGATTCCCGGTCTCCTATGGAAGACTAGGCTTTCTTTTCCTTCTACTTTATTAGACGTCTCATACGGTAGCTCGTTGCTGCTACGCTGACCCAAGCCGCGAACACCCGACGGCAAAATAGGACGAAAAAAGCAGAGAGGGGTTTCTTGTTCTTCTAAAAGGTAGTCTAATAAATAAGAATAAGAAATAGAGTTATTCCAGTTTTCTTTTTTTAAAACTAACGCGTTTTTAACTATTAAACGAGGTGTTAAAAGTAACTTTCCTACATTAGACACGTTTTTTTTTTCTCTAAGCTTTATATAATGTTTTCTTACTGGGTTTTTGTTTTTTAGGGAGTTTGGTTTCTGTCTAAAAAATTGTGAATTCGTAAACAAATAAGGAAACGTAAAAGGTGTTACAGTAAAGTGCTTTTGACTAGACGCACCTTTTTTTAGAAGAAGGGCACGGCCCCTAGCCCATAAGCCCCCGGCCAACGAGGGGGCGGCCAACGAGCTCCCGACCTCAGGGAAATGCGGGGCCGCGCCGAGCTGCTCTAGCTGGACGTTAGAAAAGGTAGCATGAATTTTTGATCCTATAGAGGTTTTAAATTTCTTAGTTTCTAAAATTTTTTTTTTTAGACCTACTTTTAGTTTATTTTGTACTCTATTATATTTACGTAATAATTTTTGGGGGTTTAAAAGATTTCCACTATTGGAACTTGTATATTGCATTCTTGTTTTAACCGGCGACCCTGCCCGCCCTGTAGGGGAAAGTTTCACCCTTAAACCTAAACCTAAAAAGAAAAATAAGGTCTGATGCTCTTGGAGACTCCTTTGTTTTGCCAAAGATAAAACGCCCCCGGCCATCAAGGGGGAGGACTCCGTGTAGGGTCTCTGTCGGTTTTCCTTAAGGAAACCGCCAGAGCTAGGGCCCGTACCCTTAAGTAGGTTTCGGTTTCCCCTAAAGTCTATATGGGAACTTAAGGGGAAACAGGCCCGTTTGAAGGATCCGGGATCTTTCAGTGGAGGGAAAGACCGAAGGGGTATAAAAAAAGCAGTTGGTAACTGAAAAGTCGTTTTATTGTTAATTTTAAATTGATTAATATCGTTTGAAAAAAGCAAGGGATAATTATATTTTAGAAAGTCATTTTTAGATTGTCTATTTAAATTTAATGTATAAAATAATTCTAAGTTAAATAGAACAGCTAGTTTAGATTTGTTCATTTTATTTCCAGACTCTACTGTTTCAAAAGCCTTTTTTTCAAATAAAGAAAACGTCGTTTGTTTTTTATTTAAAAAAGAAAGAGTATAACTACTTTTAGAAGTCCATAGACTCCTAAAAATCTCATGCAAAATTATCATGGTAAGAGGAGTATTTTCCTTTTTCTTTCTACTCTTTTCTTTTTTCTCCTTTTTTTCCTTTTCGTCAGATACATTGAGCACTCTTTGCTTTATTAGTTTGTCTGGCTCTTTCAGATATCTACAGTTTTTCTGTAGTTTCGGGTCTCCCCCCTCGTTGGCCGGGGACTCGTTGGCCGCCCTGTTTTCCTCTCTGTACGGGGTTCTTGCCGAGTAGGCCGCCCTGTTTCCCGCGTCTCCCTTCTCTCCGGCAGCGTAGCAGTCTTCCTTCGAGTAGGCCGCACTTTTTCCCCAGTACGCCCCCTCTCTGCCCTTCCCAAGAGCCCCAAGAGAAGGCAGACTCGGGAAACAGGGAGGCCTACTCGGCAAGAACCCCGGCAGACTAGGGCAGCGAAGCAGCCCGGGCCTACTCGGCAAGAAGCGGAATCTGAAAGGGGGCTGCTGATCCCCCGGATTTAAAAAAAGGACGCGCCACTTAAAGGACCAGGACGCAGCGACGCCTCCTCAGCGAAGAAGCCTCGACTTGGAGTTTATGGCGTTGGGACCTGCTGAGCAGAGAAGAGACTTGGCCTTTCAGTGGCGCGGAGCTGCGTTGGGGGTCCTACCCAAGCCCATACGCAGCCTTGCCTGGGCAGCGAAGCCCCGAGCAGCTACGCCGGGGGAAGTCTTATAGGTTTCAAAATTCTGTAAAGTTTGCATTTTTAAAATATTTGACATTTTTAGAAAAAGTACTTTGTAAAATTCTTTTTTAGTTAATTTTTTAACAGTATTACTATTATCTATGTTGTTTTTTTCAGTTCTTATTAGATTTTTCTTTAATCCTTTGTTTATAGTAGGGTATTGCTTTTGTATATATAATTGTGGATGTTTATGATAATTATCAATTAAGAGGGTAGCAATTTTATATGAAAAAATTGGATTTTGTAAATTAACAAATAGTAATTGTTTATTAAATTCTATTTTTAACAATTGTTCCTTTCTTTTAGAAAGGAAACCTTCTCTTGTCCTGTCTGAATTTTTCGCTCGGGGGCTCGGGGGTCCTCCCCAGGCGTTGCTGCGGCCTGGTACTTTCAGTGGCGCGTAGCACTTTTTAGTTTTATAGGTCCGGCAGCCTTTCACCCTTACGTCTCCGCTTCTTGCCGAGTAGGCCGACTCGGGGCTCGATGGCCGCCCCCGGCCATCGAGGGGGGTGCGAAGCCCCACCCGGCGGGTGCTCCGCCCCGACCGGTTCGAGTAGGCCTTCTCTTCGGAAGCCTTTCAGCCTGACGTTTCTCTGTAGGTTTTTCCCATTAAAAATAAGTTTAGTCTGACTAAACTTATTTTTAAGGGGGCTCGTTGGCCGCCCCCTCGTTGGCCGGGGGCGGCCAACGAGCCCCCGGCCAACGAGGGGAAAACCAAGCCGGAGGGAAGAAGGGCACGATTTCCCTCGTAGGAAGCAGCCGGGGGTCTTAGAAGTCGACGAGCCCCCTCTATGCCGGGGGTCCTACTCGAACCGGGCAGCGAAGCAGCCCGGTTCGAGGAGGCCGGGGTACCTAGAGCCCCTGCCCTGTAGGGGAAAGGGAAACCTTCAGAAAGACCGAAGGCATCTGACGAAGAGGAAAAACCACTAGATATATTAAAATTTTTTGTATAAAACGAATTATTATCCGCAAAAAATTTACTGAGATTATTTTTACATAATATATTTACAAATTTAGAGTCATAAAAAGGTATCTTATAAAAAAAACATTTAAAACTTGAACTTAAACGTAGTTTATTAAAATCAAAAACGGAAACATGATCAATAAAACTAGATTTTTTAGTTTTTAAAGGGAAACCTAATAAGTCTAAGTCTGGGACTTTTTTTGTTGTTTGTTTTATTAAATCTATAGATGTTACATATTGATATAAAATTTTTATGTATAGATTACAAGAATTTTTTAAATGTCCTGTTATGTTCTTATTTGTCGTTTTTTTAGAACCTATATATTTAAAATTTAAAACAGTTAAATTTGTTTTTTCTAGGATGTTCGGCTTGCGCAACCCGATGCTCGGCGTTCTTGCCGAGTAGGCCGCCGTGTTTCTTTCTCTGCCCGTTCTTGCCGAGTAGGCCGCCCTGTTTCCCTCTCTGCCCGTTCTTATAAGACTCCGAGCCCCGAGCCTGCTACTGCTAACGCCCCCGCCACCGTGCTGGGGGGATAGCTGCTTCTTAGCATTCGAATTATAAGTGGTTGGCCTTGCTTTCTTCCCTTTTTCCCTGGTACTTTCCAGGGCTTGGTACTTTCAGTGGCTCCCAGACGTAATCGGCCCTGCCCAGACTCTGGGCGGGTTGCCCCCTCTCTGTAGGTTTTTCCATTTATAAATAAGTTTAGTCTGACTAAACTTATTTATAAATGGAAAACCCAAGGAGAGGCCGGGGGCTCGATGGCCGCCCCCTCGTTGGCCGAGGGCTCGTTGGCCGCCCCCTCGATGGCCGGGGGCTCGATGGCCGCCCCCGGCCATCGAGGGGGCGGCCATCGAGCCCTCGGCCAACGAGGGGGTAAAAGGAAGACTGTGCTGACCGAAGGAAATAGACCCCGACAACGTGACTGAAAGGTCTTTAAAAAAGGGAATCTGTTCTTGTAAGCCGGAGGTATCTGAAAAAGCCCCGCCTCGGACCGGGGTGTCTCCTAAAAGCAACCTGATTTTTAAGAAAGGTATCTGACGGAGAAGAGGCTGCTTATTACTGCCGAACATTCTAGATGAAGAACAAAGCCTATCATTCTCTACTACCGTTTTATTATCAATAATAGTAGAAAAATAATCATCGTATGATATTAAAAAACCTTTATTTAATATATACATATAGGTAAAACCCACAAAAGGTAAAAGCCAGTAACATAAAAATGATTTACGATACGGAAAAAAATATTGAGATTTAGAAAAAAAACTACGTACATATGGCGATTCTAAATTATCTGCTAATAATAAAGGTTTTTTCGTTTTGCATAAGAAATTCCCATTTTTTTCAAACCCCCTGTTGTTGGTTTTTTTCATTCCCTTTACATCGTCAACATATAGTACCTTGGGTGCATTTGGCTGGTTGGTTCTCTTCCAGCAGCGAAGCAGCCCCCGGTTTCCCGTGTCCCCCCTCTCTTTGGGCTCGTAGGAACCCCGGCATCTAGGGAACCCTGGCTCGTTGGCCGCTCGGGGGCCCCCAGCCCCAAGTTGGGGCTGGGGGCCCCCAACCCCCTCGATGCTTTTTTGCTGGTGGCTAACTACGCCCCGAAGTGTGTTCGCGACCCTTCCTTTTTCTTTTTTACGTACCCTAAGAGGACGTATTAAACAGGCCGCGACTGTTCCTCGAATCCAAGAGCCCTTCTTTGCATGGGGGCTAACAAGTAGAGGTGTATTTTTTTTAAATGGATCGGTGTAAGAAAAAAACTCGGTTTTTAAACGAAAAAGTAAATATTGATAAAAACGAGTCTTAGTCTTTTTTTGTTTAATCGACTTTTTTTGGAATGTTTGGTTTTCTTTTTTTCCACCTATTTCGCCTCTAAGACTCCCAGTCAAAACCATTCCTTGGTTGTTCTTAGATGCCCCCGGTGGTTGGGGGCCCCTAACCCATCTTTCCCTTTTCCCCCGTCCCGGCTGCTTCCTAAAAGTGGCAGGGGCTCGTTGGCCGCCCCCTCGTTGGCCGGGGGCTCGATGGCCGCCCCCTCGATGGCCGGGGGCGGCCATCGAGCCCCCGGCCATCGAGGGGGCGGCCATCGAGCCCCCGGCCATCGAGGGGGCGGCCAACGAGGGGGCACGGTTCTCTTTTTGAGAACCGGGGGGTTTCTCAAAACCCCCAGCCCTTCCCGGCCTTTGTTCGGCCTGGTCCTTTCAGTGGGCACTTTTTTTAGGTATGGGTTTGGTCGTCCCCCTCATCTGGACTTCGAGGGAAACCGGGCTGCTTCCTAAAAGAGGGGGACCCCCGCCCTTCCGGCAGCGTAGCAGCCTTACGTCTTGGGGCTCGATGGCCGACCCCGGCCATCGAGGGGGAAACGCCAACTCCGCCGCCTGGTCCTTTCCTTTGCTCCAAGCCCCTAGTTGGGCGCCTGCGCGTGGCTCGGGTGCCCTGTCCTTTCAGTGGCTTGGGACTTTCAGTGGCTCGTAGACGGAAGGCTGAAAGGCTGACGAAAGGCAGCCTTTCAGCCTTCCGTCTACGGCAGCCTTACAGCCTAACGTCGCGTAGGCCCGGGGTCCCTCGAGGCCCGGGGGGTCGGAGGCCGCCCGTTTTACCTCTCTACCCGGGTGCGGAAGACTCGGCAAGAAACCCGGGAAGAGAGGCGGTAAAACGGAAGACTGCGCTGACCGAAGGCATCTAATACAGACTCTAAAAAAGTGCTGGGGCTCGTTGTCCGCCCCCTCGTTGAAGCAGCCGGTCGGGGCGGAGCACCCGCCGGGTGCTCCGCCCTGAGCGGGCTCGTTGGCCGCCCTTCCTTGGTTTTTCCCATTAAAACTAAGTTTAGTCTGACTAAACTTAGTTTTAATGGGAAAAACCAAGGAAGGCCAACGAGGGGGAGACCTAAAAGGAGCAGCATTTCAGTATAGAAAAGTTTCCTTAAGGAACCCGCGCGAAGCCGCGACTTCGCTGTGGGAAGACCTTGCTAAAAGAAGCCGGGGGTTTAAGTACCCGTTTACTTTTTTATTAGCGATTGAAAAAAGCGGTGTATTAAAGAATAAAGAAGAATTTTTTGAGAAACTTAACATGTGTTTTTTTAAAAAACAAGTGCGTAAAAAAGTTTTTATAATAAAACTATTAGAATATTTTAAATTCAATATTTTTTAACTATTTCTATAGAAAATTTTTAGTTATTTAAAGAACGTACTATTTAAATAATTTTAAGTAATTTATAATAACTACCCTAAAAGGAGACGTATGCAATTTTATTATTTTGATAAACTTAATAAAATAATATAAATAAGTATAAGCAAATGTTTAGTTTTTGTATTTTATTAAATTTTTCTTAATATACATACTTTTCCTATAACACCTGGCATAGAGCAGTTCCTTTCAGTAGGGGTATGGGCCCCTAGCCTAACTTGGGGCTTAAGCAGCAGAAGACCTTTCAGTGCTCCCCCAGCAGCAGAAGACCCTTTCAGTCCTTTCTTCTTGGAAGCCCCCGGTTCTTCTGCTAGCTTACCGAAGGGTACTGGCTTACTTACTTACTTACTTACTTACTTACTTACTTACTTACTTACTTATAAGTCGACCACCTTTCAGTGGCTCTTACTCTTTGTTTCATAGCGGAAGAGCGGCTTTCCTTGGGTTTTCCCATTATAATTAACTATAACTTATTTATAGTTAATTATAATGGGAAAACCCAAGGGTGGCTCGGGGGCTCGGGGGCCCCTGCCCATAGTTGGGGCAGGGGCCCCCAACCCCAGCCCATAGTATGGGCTGGGGTTGGGGGCCCCTGCCCCAACTATGGGCAGGGGCCCCCGAGCCCCCGACCCCCGAGCCTCTCCTTGGTTTTTCCCGTTAAAACTAAGTATAGCTAGACCCCTTCGGTCTATACTTAGTTTTAACGGGAAAAACCAAGGAAGAGACCCGTCCCTTCCTTCCCTCCCCTCTTTCCCTCCGGTCGGGGGCTCGGGGGCCCCTGCCCATAGTTGGGGCAGGGGCCCCCAACCCCAGCCCATACTATGGGCTGGGGCTCGGGGGCTCGGGGGCCCCTGCCCATAGTTGGGGCAGGGGCCCCCAACCCCAGCCCATAGTATGGGCTGGGGTTGGGGGCCCCTGCCCCAACTATGGGCAGGGGCCCCCGAGCCCCCGAGTCCCTACGGCTCCGGCTCTTACGCTCTGCTACCCTTCGGCCTCTCTCTTTCTGCTACCCTTCGGCCTCTTACGCTCTGCTACCCTTTCCCCTACGGCGGCCTCTCCTCTACCACTTCGTTCCCTTCGGTCCGGTCCGGTCCGGGACGGCTACGGCTCCGGCTCTCCCTCCCTTTCCTACGGTCCCTTCCTTCTCTCCTTCCCTCCGGTCCGGCTACCCTCCGGTACGGCTACGGCTACGGCTTCGGTAAGGTCCGGCTATGTTTTCTCCACCCCCTATATGGCCGCCCCTTCTGCGGCCATATAGGGGGTGGAGAAAACATAGGAAGAGGGGAAAGCCCTATTCTAATTTACTATAACTAAGTTATAGTTTATGATAAAGGGTGCTCCTCTAAACCGCTCTTCCGCTATGAAACAAAAAGAAAGTGGAGCGGTTTAGAGGAGCACCCTTATAAGTTTAGTTAGACTAAACCTGTAAGGGTGCTCCTCTAAACCGCTCCACTTTCTTTTTGTTTCAGAGGAGCAGGACAAAGAGGCACCCCGTAGCCCCCACTGAAAGGGTCGAGTCTCATCAGCCGGTGTTTTTCTACGAAGGGCGGTCGGGGGTCGGGGGCCCCCAGCCCCAACTTGGGGCTGGGGGCCCCCGAGCCGTCCTTGGGTTTTCCCCTTAAAACTAAGTATAGCTAGACCCCTTCGGTCTATACTTAGTTTTAAGGGGAAAAAACAAGGAAAGCCCCAACTTGGGGCTGGGGCCCCCGAGCCTACGAGGTAAACCGGCGCAGAAGAACCTCCTCGAAGCATTTTTAAATGAAGGGTGCTTCAACCGGCCTACTCTTAACAAACAAGAGTGGCCCCCTCTTATTAAGCATTTTAAAATATAAGAAGGGCTTCTGCGTTATAGAAGAAAAAATCGAAGCATTTAAAAATGAAGGGCTTCTGCGTTATAGAAGAGGAAATTTTAAGGAAGCAGCAAGGCTTTAAGGGGTCCGTTATAGAAGAACCCCTAAGCAGACTTGTCTGCAGCCCTTCCCGTCTAGTACTGCTTCCCTTTTCTCCCATTCAAGAACTGCTTTTCCTATTAAGGAGGATCGCCGGCAGTTCTGGCAGAAGAAACCGCTGTTCTTCTGGCAGAAGTTCTTGCAACCGGCGGCGGTTCTTGCAGCCGGCTGCAAGAACCGCCGCCGGTTGCAAGAACTTCTGCCAGAAGAACAGCGGTTTCTTCTGCCAGAACTGCCGGCTGCCGTAAGAGCACCCGAGTTCTTGAAGAAAGGACCGAAGGGCTTTCCCCTCTTCCTATGTTTTCTCCTACCCTCCGGCTTAAACCTAAGTTTAGACCGAAGGGGTCTAGCTAAACTTAGGTTTAAGCCGGAGGGTAGGAGAAAACATAGGAAGAGGGGAAAGCCCTTCGGTCCCTTCTTCAAGAACTCGGGTGCTCTTCTTCTGCCAGAACTGCGGCAGCTTAAAGGCAGAAGAAACCTCTGGTGGTTCCCCCCTGGCAGACCACTCTTGCAACCGGTTGCAAGAGTGGTCTGCCAGGGGGGAACCACCAGAGGTTTCTTCTGCCTTTAAGCGATCCTCCTCCTTAAGAGGAAAAGCAGTTCTTGAAGGGGAAAGGTGTTCCTTCCTCTTCTAGAAGGGAAGGGCTGCAGACAAGGCTGCTTTTAAAAGCCACTCTTACTGATTTGTTTGCGGGGAGTAGGCCGGTTGGAACACCAAGGGAACACCGAAGAAGGCAGGATTCGTTCTTATTTATTTTATTAAGAGTAGGCCGGCGCGAAGCAGCCGGCTGCTTCGCGCCGGTGCTGCTTCTTTCCTTTTCCCATTATAATTAACTATAACTTATTAGGTTATAGTTAATTATAATGGGAAAAGGAAAGAAGCAGCACCGGTTCTCAGAACTGCAGCAGAAGAATCGCTACTGCGAAGAACCCCTTAAAAGGGAACACCGTAGAAGGCAGGATTCGTTCTTATTTATTATATTAAAAGTAGCAGAAGACCGGGTTCTCGTTCTTGCCGGGGAACACCCGGGTTTGGCAGGATTCGTTCTTATTTATTATATTAAGAGTAGCAGAAGACCGGTTCCTCGTTCTTGCCGGGGAACACCCGGGTTTGGCAGTTCTTCTTTTGGAAACAGCATGGAAACCGCCCTTCGGCTAAAAGGAGCCCTTCTTCCTTTAAAGAAGGCCTACGAGGGGGCTACGCAGAAGGGAGAGGATTTCTGCTGCTCTTCGGCTATGAAACAAAGGAGTCTCCAGCCAAGAACTGCTGCTCCTTTTAAAAAATCTTCGGTTTCGGCTCTTTCCTTTCAGTAAGGACTGAAAGGGGTCTTCTGCTATAAGGAAGAACCCGTGAAAACCAAAAAGAGAAGTTTTCCTACTAAAACAGTTACATTTCTTTTTATAAAAGAAAAACTTTTCTATAGAACAGTCTTAAACAAAAAATTTTATTGATTAAACGTTACTTTCCCTTTACTTTCGTTATACTAGGAGACCTTTTCCTTAGGTATAAATCAACAAACATCATACACTTGCTTTTCTCTTTTTTCTCTCTTATCATATAAGTTGTCTCTTTTAAGGCTTGCTGTTTAGATACATTTGGCACTTATCAGTTTTCTCTAATAAATATAAGTGAACCCTAAAAAACCTAAGAATTAAGCGCGCGGTTAGGGTCGTCGTAGGCGGGCTGCAGGAATCGCTATCCTTAAACCGATTCCTGCAGCCCGTAACCAGCTGGGTTCGTGTTTTTATTCTTTTCCCCCTAGGAGCTGTTCGCCCGGTCTCGTAGAAGCAGTTCTTGGAACCCGGCTGCTGAGGTTGCTCCTCTCGAACACCGGCAAGAAACCCTTTAGGTCTTCTAAATAAAACTACGACGGGTTCTTGTGGGTTCTTGCAAGCTCAAGAACCCAGCAGAAGAACACTGGTTTTCTTCTTAAAGGCGGTTCTTCTTGTGCTTACAGCAGCTGCAGGACTCGCCGCCTTAAAGTTGCAAGAACCGCCGATGCTTTTAGCCCGGGGTTCTTGCAGCGAAGCAGCCCCGGTGGTTCTTCCTTGTTTTTTTCCATTATAATTAACTATAACTTAGTTATAGTTAATCATAATGGGAAAAAACAAGGGTTCGATGGCCCCTCTTCCTATGTTTTTCGGCCCCTAGCCCCAAGTCTGGGCGGGGCCGCCTTCGGTCTAGGGGCCCCCTTAAACCTAAGTATAGTCTGACTATACTTAGTTTTAATGGGGCCCCTAGACCGAAGGCGGCCCCGCCCAGACTTGGGGCTAGGGGCCGAAAAACATAGGAGAGGCCGGGGTGGCCATCGAACCCACCCCCTCGATGGCCGCAGAAGGGGCGGCCATCGAGCCCTTCTGCGGCCCTTCCTTCCCTCTTACGCTCTGCTACCCTTCGGCTCCCTCCCTCCTACCCTACGGCTCCGGCTCCGGTACGGCTCCGGCTCTCCTTCCCTCCGGTCCGGCTATGTTTTCCTCTCTCTTTCTGCTACCCTTCGGCTCCCTTCCTCCCTCCCTCCCCTCTTCCGCTTCGCCTCCTTCCCTCCGGTACGGCTACGGCTACGGCTACGGCTCCGGCTACCCTTCGGTCCGGCTTAAAACTAAGTTTAGACCGAAGGGGTAGAGCTAAACTTAGGTTTAAGCCGGAGCTCGGGGGTTGGGGGCCCCCAGCCCATACTTGGGGCTGGGGGCCCCCGAGCCCCAGCCCCAAGTATGGGCTGGGGCTCGGGGGCCCCCAGCCCCAAGTATGGGCTGGGGGCCCCCAACCCCCGACCGGAGCCGTACCGGAGGGAAGGAGCCGCAGGGTAGCAGAGCTAGAGAGGGGAGGGAGAAAACATAGGAAGAGGGGACAGGCTTCTTCTACGAGGGGAACCCCTTCTGCGCAGAAGAGAAGGAGGAGAACACCGGTGCTGCTTCTTTCCTTTTCCCATTATAATTAACTATAACCTAATAAGTTATAGTTAATTATAATGGGAAAAGGAAAGAAGCGGGTTCGATGGCTCGGGGGCCCCAGCCCCAAGGCTGGGGTCCCCTACGGCTCTCTCTTGGTTTTCTCCCTCCCCTCTCTAGCTTCGCTCCCTACGGCTCCGGCTCCGGCTTAAACCTAAGTATAGACCGAAGGGGTCTAGCTATACTTAGTTTTAAGCCGGAGCCGGAGCCGTAGGGAGCGAAGCTAGAGAGGGGAGGGAGAAAGGACGGGCTTGGGGGCCCCTGCCTTGGGGCTAGGGGCCCCCGACCCCCAGCCCCAAGGCTGGTGCCCCCAACCCCCGAGTCCCTACGGCTCCGGCCTTCTACCCTCCGGCTTCCCTCCGGTTCGGTCCGGTTCGGTCCGGTCCTGCCTTCTACCCTCCGGCCTTCTACCCTACGGCTCCCTCCCTACGGCTACGGCTCCGGTCCGGCTCTCCCTCCCCTCCCCTCTTTCCCTTCGGCTCCCTTCCCTCTTACGCTTCGCTCCCTCCGGCTCCGGCTACCCTCCGGTCCGGTACGGCTCCGGCTCTTACGCTCTGCTACCCTTCGGCCTCTTACGCTCTGCTACCCTTCGGCCGACAGAGCTACCCTTCGGCCTCTTACGCTCTGCTACCCTTCGGTCCCTCCGGTCCGGTCCGGGACGGCTACGGCTACGGCTCCGGTCCGGTCCGGTCCGGTCCGGCTCTTCCTCTCTCTTTCTGCTACCCTTCGGTCCCTCCGGTCCGGTCCCTACGGCTCCGGCTTCGGTCCGGTCCGGCTCCTCTACCACTTCGTTCCCTTCGGTCCGGCTATGTTTTCTCCACCCCTATATGGCCGCAGAAGGGGCGGCCTCTCCTTCGATGGCCGGGGTGGCCATCGAAGGAAGAGCCCCTTCGGTTTAAAATTTTAGCTAGACCCCCTTCGGTCTAAAATTTTAAGCCGGAGCCGGAGCCGTACCGGAGGGAAGGAGACGAAGTGTAAGAGCCGGAGGGTAGGAGCCGGAGGGAACGAAGTGGTAGAGGGAAAACATAGGAAGAGGGGAAAGGCCACCCCGGCGAGGGGAAAGAAGGGCGGTCGGGGGCCCCAGCCCCAAGTATGGGCTGGGGCCCCCGAGCCTTTCCTATGTTTCGACCCCGCCCATTAGAATTAACTATAACTTAGTTATAGTTAATTCTAATGGGCGGGGTCGAAACATAGGAAGAGCCTTAAAGAAGGAAATTCTCATAAGCCGCAGTTCTGAGGCAGCAGCGGCTTATGAGAATTTCCTTCGGGCTCGCAGGCCGCCCCGGCCTAGGAGGGGAGAGCAAGAACAAATTCCTAGCCCTTTGTTTCATAGCCGAAGAGCAGGACAAAGGGGCTCTTCTGCCGAGAGAACTCCTTTTAAAGGCTCCCTTTCCGGTGGGAGGGCGTTCCTCCTGCTGTTCTTCTTATTAGGAACAGCAGGTTTCTCCCGAGGGCAGCGATTCCTGCAGCCGGGCGGGTTCTTGCAGACCGAAGGGTCTTCTGCTGCTGTTCTTCAGAGTCTGTAGCAGCAGAACGAACCCGCCTTTCTTACTCTCTTACTTACTTACTTATAAGTGCAGGGGCACCCCTAGACTGAAAGGGGTTCTCAGAACTGCTGGTACCTCTGATGTAAGAACTGCTGGCAGAAGGGGAAGACCCTTCGTTCTCTCTTAGGAGCGGGGCCGCTTTCAGTCCACTGAAAGGTTTTCCCTGCTCTATGCCACTGAATTCTGCCCATTATAATTAACTCTAACTAAGTTATAGTTAATTATTCTAGGAAAACCATAGCAGCCTCTAGGGAACCCGTCGGATCCCCTTTCCTATTATAACTATACTTAGGCCAGTACCTTCGGTTATAATAGGAAAGGGGAAACCGGTTCTTAAAGGCGGTTCTTGCAACCGCAAGAACCGCCTTTAAGAACTTTAAGGCGGCTCCCCTACGGAGAAACCTGCTGGTTCCCCTTATAGTATGGGCCCTTAGAGGATCCATTCTAAATAAGTTTAGTTATCCTAAACTTATAACGGCAGAAGCGGCGATTCTTGAAGAACAGCCGCCTTAAAGTTCTTGCTTGGGGTTTTGTTTGGCAGCGATTCCTGCAGAAGAACCCCTGCTTCTTAGGAGACCGAAGGGGGCCCCAGAGGCTGGGCTAAGGGCCGCCGACCCTTTATAACTTACTTAGCGAAGCGTACTGGCCCACTACCCTTCGGTTAGCGAAGCGTACTGGCTTACTTACTTACTTGCTTACTTACTTAGCGAAGCGTACTGGCCCACTACCCTTCGGTTACTTAGCGAAGCGGACTGGCCCACTACCCTTCGGTTACTTAGCGAAGCGTACTGGCTTAGCGTAGCGGACTGGCCCACTACCCTTCGGTTACTTACTTACTTATAAGAATATAATTAGTTATAATGGGGAAACAAGAACTCCTTCTAGTACCCTTTCCTCTTATGTAAGTTTTCTAGCAGAAGGAAGGTGCAAACCGGCATTCTGTCCTATGTTTTTCCCATTATAATTAACTATAACTTAGTTATAGTTAATTATAATGGGAAAAACATAGGACAGAATGCCGGTGTTCGAGAGGAGCAACTTTAAGAAGAAATACTTCAAGAACCGCCTTTTAGAACCGGTTTCCCTATTCTAATTAACTATAACTTAATAAGTTATAGGCTTAATGGGCTGGGTCTCGTACTAGCCCATTAAGCCTACGGAAGGGTTCTTCTCGTACTAGCCCTTTATAGCAGATAGGGGTACTTCTCTTAACTCCCCCTTCTTCTATCCTTAAAGTCCCTATAGGGGTTCTTCTCGTACTAGCCCTTTTTTAGGAGCACCAAGAAGGCCTACGAGGGGCTCAAGAACTGCGCGCCTTTAAAAGGAGCCGAAAAGGGAGCCCTTCGGAGCAACAATAAGGCCTTGCTACGAGGGCACTCTTATCTTATTCTTATTTGTTTGTTTGCCTGTACCCTTCGGTTTGCCTGTACCCTTCGGTTTGCCTGTACCCTTCGGTTTGCCTGTACCCTTCGGTTTGTTTGTTAAGAGTAGGCCGGTGTTCTTCGAAGAACAGCAGTTCTTGCAACCGGTTGCAAGAACTGCTGTTCTTCGAAGAACACCGGCTGCTTCTGTACAAGCACCGCTTTCCCTCCGGTTTCCCATTATAATTAACTATAACTTAGTTATAGTTAATTATAATGGGCTAGGAATTTTTACCATTATAAATAAGTATAGACCGAAGGGGTCTAGCTATACTTATTTATAATGGTAAAAATTCTCCCTTCGGACCCCTCGCTGAAGCAGGCTCGATGGCCGCCCCTTCTGCGGCCATCGAGGGGGTGGCCAGCGAACCCTTGTTTTTTCCCTTTATAATTAATTATAAGGAACTTATAATTAATTATAAAGGGAAAAAACAAGGGTTCGCTGGCCACCCCCTCGATGGCCGCAGAAGGGGCGGCCATCGAGCCTGCTTCATCGAGGGGAAAGCCTTCTGCCTCTTCCTATGTTTTTCCTCGGGGGCCCCTAGCCCCAAGTTGGGGCTAGGGGCCCCCAACCATTATAATTAACTATAACAACGTTATAGTTAAGTATAATGGTTGGGGGCCCCTAGCCCCAACTTGGGGCTAGGGGCCCCCGAGGAAAAACATAGGAAAGGCCGCAGAAGGGCGGCCTACGAGCCCGGAGGTAAAGCTCCTTCGGGCTCTTCCCCTCTTCCTATGTTTTCCCTCTACCACTTCGTTCCCTCCGGCTCTTTCCCTCCGGTCCCTCCGGCTCCGGCTTATAATTAACTATAACAAAGTTATAGTTAATTATAAACCGAAGGGGTGGAGAAAACATAGCCGGACCGAACCGGAGGGAACGAAGTGGTAGAGGAGCCGGAGCCGTAGGGACCGGAGGGAAAGAGGGAAGGAAGGGCCGGGGCTCGATGGCCGCCCCTTCTGCGAAGCAGCCGGGGGTGGCCATCGAACCCTTGGTTTTTCCCATTAAAAATAAGTTTAGCTAGACCCCTTCGGTCTAAACTTATTTTTAATGGGAAAAACATAGAAGAGGCTCGGGGTCCCCAGCCCCAAGGCCCCCGACCGCCCTTCTGCGGCCTACGAGGGGCAGGAAAGAAGAGTGGGGCTTCCTTAAGGCCGTTCGAAGGGGTCCCCTCAAGAACTGCGCGCCGGTGCTTGGAGACGAAAAGGGAGGGGCACCCCTCCTCCCTTTTCGGCGGGCTCCCTTTTCGTCTCCTTTTAAAGGCTCCTTCGGGCTCTTCCTTCGATGGCCACCCCGGCCCTTCCTTCCCTCTTACGCTCTGCTACCCTTCGGTCCCTACGGCTCCGGCTCCTCTACCACTTCGTTCCCTCCGGTTCGGTCCGGCTATGTTTTCCTCTCTCTTTCTGCTACCCTTCGGCCTCCCTCCTACCCTACGGCTCCGGTTCCCTCTACCACTTCGTTCCCTCCGGCTCCGGCTACCCTCCGGTCCGGCTTAAAACTAAGTTTAGACCGAAGGGGTCTAGCTAAACTTAGTTTTAAGGGTTGGGGGCCCCTAGCCCCAACTTGGGGCTAGGGGCCCCCGAGGAAAAACTTACCTAAGAGAGGGCCGTAGGGTAGGGAAAGATCCATTTAAATGAACTATAACTTAGTAGGTTATAGTTCATTTAAATGGATCTTTCCAAGCCGGACCGAACCGAACCGGAGGGTAGCGGGGCGGAGCAACCGCCGGTTGCTCCGCCCCGGAGCCGTAGGGAACGAAGTGTAAGAGGGAACCGGACCGGACTCGGGGGCCCCAGCCCCAAGGCTGGGGCTCTGGGGCCCCCAGCCCCAAGTATGGGCTGGGGGCCCCAACCCCCCAACCGGAGCCGGACCGGAGGGAAGCCGGAGGTAAGAAGGAAGGGACCGTAGGGTAGAGGAGACGAAGTGGTAGAGGGAGCCGGACCGGACCGGACCGTAGGGAAGCCGGAGCCGGAGGGACCGGAGGGAAAGAGGGAAGGCCGGAGGGTAGAAGGCCGGACCGGAGCCGGAGCCGTAGGGAGGGAGCCGTAGGGTAGAAGGCCGGAGGGTAGAAGGCCGGACCGGACCGGACCGGAGGGAAGGAGACGAAGTGGTAGAGGAGCCGGACCGGAGGGAACGAAGTGGTAGAGGAGCCGGAGGGAAGTAGGAAGGAAGGGCCGCCCTTCTGCGGCCTACGAGGGGAGCGCAGTTCTTGAGTAAAAACTCCCTTTTCGGCGGGCTCCCTCTTTCCTGCCCCTCGTAGGCCGCCCTTCTGCGGCCTACGAGGGGCAGGAAAGAGGGCGCAGCAGTTCTGACAGCGGGCGCGCAGCGAAATACCGCTCTTCCCTTTCTTCTCTCGGGGTTTCCTCTTCTATAAGGGAAGAGCTGTATTTCGCTGCCCTTCTTGCACCAGAGACCGAAGGGGTTCTTCTAGATTCTGCTGCGGCCCACTCTTCTATAACGCAGAAGCCCTTCATTTAAAAAGTTACGATGGGGCCCTACGGTCTCCTTAAAAGCAGGGGCTCGTACTAGCCCATAAAGCCTACGTGGGTTTTATGCAGGATGCCAACCAAAAAAGGAAGGCGGTTAACCCTTTTTAGTTCTACTAAACTTATAAGGGTGCTCCTTTAAGGGGAGCCAGCCCTCAACCGGCCCTAACCCCTACGGCTCTTTCCTTTCAGTAAGGCGGGTTCGTTATGCTGCGGGGGACGGAGCAGGTCTACGCAGAAGGGAGAGGATTTCTGCTGGTTCCCTCTTCTTTAAGCTATGAAACAAAGAAAAAGGTTTCCTATTCTAATTTACTATACCTTAGTATAGTGAATTAGAATAGAAAAACGGAACACGGTCTTCTTGCAAGAACTGCTGCTCGACCGGTGTTCTCCTCCTTCTCTTCTGCGCAGAAGGGGTTCTTCTGCAGCGGTTCTTGCTTTCCCTACCCTACGGCTCTCTCTTAGGTAAGTTTTTCCCATTAAAACTAAGTTTAGCTAGACCCCTTCGGTCTAAACTTAGTTTTAATGGGAAAAACTTACCTAAGAGAGAGCCGTAGGGTAGGGAAAGCCGCCGATGCTTGGAGCAGAAGACCCTTTCAGTCCTTGCCCCCGAGCACTGAAATGTCACTTAACTTATAACTTACTTATAAGTATAAGTATAAGACTTGGGTTCTTGCCGGTTTCCGTAGTCTTATAAGTTAAGTAAGTAAGAGAGTAAGTAAGTAAGTAAGAGAGTAAGTAAGAGAGTAAGCCAGCAGAAGACCCTTCGGAAATACCCTTCGGCCCTCTTCGAAGCAGCCAGTACCCTTCTTACCCTTCTTACCCTTCGGGAATACCCTTCGCAGCAGCCAGTACCCTTCTTACCCTTCTAGAGTAACCTTCGGTAAGCCAAACCCTTCGTAAGACCTGATGAGACTCGACCCTTTCAGTGGGATCTTATAAGCTAGTAAGTCTTGGGGCGGGTGCGAGCTCCGCGTACTGAATTCAGCTCTTTCCTTTCAGTAAGGTCCAAGGACTTACTTACTTACTTACTTATAAGTAAGGTCACTTATAAGTAAGTAAGACTTGGGTTCTTGCCGGTTTCGGTAGTCTTCTAAGTAAGACCTGATGAGACTCGACCCTTTCAGTGGGGTCTTATAAGTAAAGTAATGGGCGGGGCTGGGGACGCATTCAGTGGCATAGAGCAGGATCTTCAGTGGCATAGAGCAGGATCTTCAGTCGCATAGAGCAGGTAAGACCTTTCAGTGGCTCTCCTTCGGTTTAAGGACAAGAACTGCTCCCTTAACCCTTCGGTCGCCGCTGCTTTCCCCTCTTCCTATGTTTTCCTCTCTCTTTCTGCTACCCTTCTGCTCCCCTACGGCTCCCCTCTTTCCCTCCGGTCCCTACGGCTCCGGTTCCTTCTCTCCTCTCCTACCCTCCGGTCCGGTCCGGCTCTCCTACCCTTCGGTCCGGATACCCTCCGGTCCGGCTCCGGTCCGGCTTAAAACTAATTTTAGACCGAAGGGGTCTAGCTAAACTTAGTTTTAAACCGGAGGGGCTATATGGCCGCTCGGGGGCTCGGGGGCCCCTGCCCCAAGTATGGGCAGGGGTTGGGGGCCCCTAGCCCATACTTGGGGCTAGGGGCCCCCGAGCCCCCAACCCCAGCCCATACTCTGGGCTGGGGCTCGGGGGCTCGGGGGCCCCTAGCCCCAAGTATGGGCTAGGGGCCCCCAACCCCTGCCCATACTTGGGGCAGGGGCCCCCGAGCCCCCCGAGCCCCAGCCCATAGTATGGGCTGGGGCTCGGGGGCCCCAGCCCAGAGTATGGGCTGGCCCCCCCCCGACCCTTCTTCCGGCCATATAGGGGTGGAGAAAACATAGCCGGACCGGACCGGAGCCGGACCGGAGGGTAGGAGAGCCGGACCGGACCGGAGGGTAGGAGAGGAGAGAAGGAACCGGAGCCTTAGGGACCGGAGGGAAAGAGGGGAGCCGGAGGAGAGGACCGTAGGGTAGGCCGGAGCCGGAGGGAACGAAGTGGTAGAGGGAAGGAAGGGCCCCTCGTTGAAGCAGCCGGGGCTCGATGGCCGCCCCTTCTGCGAAGCAGCCGGGGGGGTGGTCGGGGGCTCGGGGGCCCCCTGCCCCAACTTGGGGCAGGGGGCCCCCGAGCCCCCGACCACCCCCCCGGCTGCTTCGCAGAAGGGGCGGCCATCGAGCCCCGGCTGCTTCAACGAGGGGCCCTTCCTTCCCTCTACCACTTCGTTCCCTCCGGCTCCGGCCTACCCTACGGTCCCTTCTTCCCTCCGGCTCCGGCTCCGGTCCGGCTATGTTTTCTCCACCCCTTCGGTTTATAATTAACTATAACTTTGTTATAGTTAATTATAAGCCGGAGCCTGGACCCTTTCTTTTCTCCCTCCCTACCCTACGGCTCCCCTCTTTCCCTCCGGTCCCTACGGCTCCGGTTCCTTCCTCCTACCCTACGGCTCCGGCTACCCTTCGGTCCGGCTACGGCTCCGGCTCCGGCTTATAAATAAGTCCAGCTCCTACCCTCCGGCTACGGTCTGACTAAACTTATTTATAAGCGGAAAACTTCCTCGCCCCTCGTAGGCCGGGTCGGCCTACGAGACCGGAGGGGTAGAGGAAAACATAGGAAGAGGGGAAGAGGGGAAGAGCCCCTTTCAGCCTTTCCTTGGGTTTTCCCATTATAAATAAGATTAGCTAGACCCCTTCGGTCTAAACTTATTTATAATGGGCTAGGATTTTTTACCATTATAAATAAGTATAGTCAGACTATACTTATTTATAATGGTAAAAATTCCTCTTTTAAAGGAGGGGTTCTTCCCCTCTTCCCTTCGATGGCTCGGGGGCCCCAGCCCCAAGGCTGGGGCCCCCGACCACCCCGGCCATCGAGGGGAAGAGGGGAAAGCGGTGCTCTGGACCTTTCAGTCTCGTAGGCCGCTCGGGGGGGGCCCAGCCCCAAGTATGGGCTGGGGTCCCCTACGGCTCTCTCTTGGTTTTCTCCCTCCCTCCTACCCTACGGCTCCGGCTCCGGCTTAAACCTAAGTATAGCTAGACCCCTTCGGTCTATACTTAGTTTTAAGCCGGAGCCGGAGCCGTAGGGTAGGAGGGAGGGAGAAAACCAAGGACGGGCCCCTGCCCCAAGTTGGGGCTAGGGGCCCCCGACCCCCAGCCCATAGTTGGGGCAGGGGCCCCCAACCCCAGCCCCAAGTATGGGCTGGGGCCCCCCCGAGCCTACGAGGGGAAAGAGGGGAAAAACATAGGAAAGACGGCTCTTCTGCTTTAAAGCATCGGCGAACCAGCAGCAAGAACACCTCTTCTGTCGGAACTGCTGTTCTATAACTAAACTTATATTTTTATAATGGTAAAAATTCGGTCCTTTTCTTATGCCACCCTTCCTTGTTTTTTACCATTAGAATTAACTATAACTAAGTTATAGTTAATTCTAATGGTAAAAGGAGGGATAAACCTATTAGGGAAAGCGCCTTTAAAAGGGGTTTCGCAGCCCTCTTCTAGAACGCAGAAGCCGTCCTTCTTTTTTAAAGGAGCACATATAAGGAAGGCCTTGCTTTTTAAGAGGGGGCACCCGACCCCGGAGACCGTAGGGCCCCTGCTCTAAGGGGGGCAGCAAGAACTGCCCGCAGTTTTTATAAGAAAACCCTTTCAGTCCCTACCTTGCCCAGACAAGAACTGCTGTACGAACTGCTGGGAAGACCCTTCGGTCTCTTCCCTTAAAAAGGGACTCCTTAAAGAGGGCTATTTAATTAATATAGTTAAATAGAAAATTCTATAGATATAGAAATTTCGTATTTAACTTATTAAAAAGTTAATTATCATACGAAACTCTATACCCGAACTATTATACTTAAGTCTAGTTATAGTTCTACTAAATTATAATTGTAAACCGTAACCTTTCAGTCCTTTTTAGGACCCGAGTATTTCCGATTCCTCTTATAAGTAAGTAAGAGGCTGGTTTCCTTAGGAAAGGTTGCGTAACCACCCTCCAGTCTCCTAGGGTAAAAGAAAGAGTAAGAAATAAGGAGGTTTCGTAGCAGAACAGAAGGGGCCGTCCTTCCTTTAGAAAGAAGGTGTTCCCTCTTTCTACTTATACTATACTCCTTTCTTTTTTTAAGACTTAACTTAACTATACTCCTTTCCTTTCTAATTAACTATACTTAACTATACTTAACTTAACTATACTATACTTAACTATACTTAACTATACTTAACTATACTTAACTATACTTAACTATACTTAACTATACTTAACTATACTCTACTTAACTATACTCTACTTAACTATACTCTACTTAACTATACTCTACTATACTCTACTATACTCTACTTAACTATACTCTACTTAACTATACTTAACTATACTTAACTTAACTATACTTAACTATACTATACTTAACTATACTTAACTTAACTATACTTAACTTAACTTATAAGACTGAAAGGGTGGAAGGGCTGGCTGCTTTAAACGCCGATGCTTGAACCGCAGGAAGAAGTAGAAACGGGCATCTTCACCCTTAACTCATGAATCTTCCTTTAAGGGAAGCTTTCCTTTTTGCCGATTAGATGGCTTCTTCCTGCGCACTTATTTGTTTGTTTGTACAGCCCTCTTTATGGAGGGGGAGAACTGCTACGGCCTCGCTGCCTTGTTGCTTTTTAGGTTTTTCTGTGTAAGAGGAAAAAAGAAGAAAAAGGGTGCCAAGTGTGACGTAGGATAACAGATAAGCTTATTGTTAATGCTTATTTTGAAAGTACGCTATTTCTTACTTACATGTCGAAGATATCTATGTCTATAGACATTATTCCTAATATGTAAATATTATAGCATTTTAGTACAAAAATAAAGAAAAGGGGAACCACAAAAAAATAAGAGTATACTAACAAAATCTATAAAAACGTTTTTTCTTTTTCTGTTAATCATGTATAAGTGCGGGTGTCTAGGGAAATAATAGGTCTTCTGCGTAATGCAACCTTACACCGAAGCCATCCGGCTTAGGATTTAAACGAATGCGATAATTCGTAAATACCAAAACCATATCTTAATAAAAGGGGACCGGTGTTCTTCAAGAACCGCTACAAGCAGGCCACAAGAGGAAGGAACACCCTGACTACACCAAGACAACAGACTAAGGAAGGGAGGGACTAACAAGATCTGGGGTTCGGGAAGGATGAAGGTTTTGCCCTTTTTACAAACGATGTCTTTTTTTTTAGGAATACCTCAACCGCCTATAGTGGAGGAAGGAACGGAGGGTCGTGCGTAAAAAGATAAGGTTTGTGGGACTCCACGATGACAGTAACCAATAGTTAGTCTGGATATTCCATTTTTGTATCGTACAGGTAACTCCTAACCCTCAATTTCCCTCCATAAGACATACCTATAACAGACTACAAGAGTCTAATTCTCGAAAATATGACCTCCTGCTCTATGCAGGACGGAGATCTTAAGTAAGAATACGAGCCTTCAACCACGTTGCCCCTTTTTTGGTTGGTTGGTATGTCTGGAGATCAAATTAGACTCGTTCTTATCTTATTAAGAGTCCATTGAATAAACTAAATATGGATTATTCCGTTAAATAAATAAATAAATAAAAATGCTTCCAACTGTACGAAAGATAAAACAATTTTTTTATTTCTTCAAACACCTACCTCTTATGAAGAAAATCATAAGTTCTTTTCAGCAAGACATTAGCTGATACATGATACAAGATATTACGAAGCACTCGCTTCCTACATCAAATTATTACCTTACAAACACAACATAAAGAAAATTTAAAGACTCGTTGTAGAATATAACAGAATACATCGAGCATTATAACGCGCGAGAGTCGAAAAGGTGTCTTTAATGCTTTAGCAGGTATATATAATAAAAATTAAAGCGGTCAATAACTGCTTTGACGCAGTTTCCCTTTTCAATACAAACGCGAAACCACGTGGTCAGCCTGTTTCCCCTAGCTTCTAACCGCATACGCACAGGTAAAGAAAGGGTCCACTTTCTTTCTTTAGGTCCTATCCAAAGATAGATCTAACTTTCGAGTGAACAAAACAATAAACTTACTTAAAAGACAGATGGAATATCTATTTTTCTCTTTAAGAGCAAAAGGAAGGAAGGGCTGCTCTTAAGAACTTATTAAGAGCAAAAAGAGCAAGAACAGCAAAATACGTCGACCGGGTCATCCGTAGATTCCTTCCTTCCTTCCTTCTAAGAGCTACTTCTTGTGGTTCTCTGTGGTCTGTAGCAGGGGGCTGCTTCGCTGCCCCCCCCCCCCTCGGAATGTTACCAGTTAAAGATTTGTTCGAGTTTTAACAAGGGAAGCTCTTAATAAGAACTGCCGGGTGGCTGCTTTAAACGCCGAAGAACCCCCGAGGGGGTGGGTGTAGGAAAGGGCATTGTTCCCCTCGGATCGTCCTTTTCCCATTATAATTAACTATAACTTAGTTATAGTTAATTATAATGGGCTAGGAATTTTTACCATTATAAATAAGTATAGTCTGACTATACTTATTTATAATGGTAAAAATTCCTCGCCGGAGGGGTTCGTAGGCTCGGGGGCTCGGGGGCCCCCAGCCCCAAGTTGGGGCAGGGGCCCCCAACCCCAGCCCATAGTATGGGCTGGGGCTCGGGGGCCCCAGCCCATACTATGGGCTGGGCCCCCCCCCCTCCCGACCACCCCCTCGATGGCCGGGGGTGGCCATCGAACCCCCCGGCCTCCTTCTTTCCTTTTTTTTCTCCACCCCCTCGATGGCCGCAGAAGGGGTCGGGGGCCCCAGCCCATACTATGGGCTGGGGCTCGGGGGCCCCAGCCCATAGTATGGGCTGGCCCCCCCGAGCGGCCATCGAGCCCCTCCGGTTTAAAACTAAGTATATCTAGACCCCTTCGGTCTATACTTAGGTTTAAGCCGGAGGGTATGAGAAAAACAAGGACAGGGCGGTTGGGGGGGCCCCAGCCCATACTATGGGCTGGGGCTCGGGGGCTCGGGGGCCCCCAGCCCCAAGTTGGGGCAGGGGCCCCCAACCCCAGCCCCTACTATGGGCTGGGGTTGGGGGCCCCTGCCCCAACTTGGGGCTGGGGGCCCCCGAGCCCCCGAGCGGCCATCGAGCCCCTCCGGTTTAAAACTAAGTATAGCTAGACCCCTTCGGTCTATACTTAGGTTTAAGCCGGAGGGTATGAGAAAAACAAGGACAGGGCGGTCGGGGGGGCCCAGCCCATACTATGGGCTGGGGCCCCCGAGCCCCAGCCCCTACTATGGGCTGGGGTTGGGGGCCCCTGCCCCAACTTGGGGCTGGGGGCCCCCGAGCCCCCGAGCCCTTCTTCCCTCCGGCTTGGAAAGATCCTTTTTAATGAACTATAACTTTGTTATAGTTCATTAAAAAGGATCTTTCCAAGGAAGAGCCCCTTCGATGGCCTGGGGGTGGCCACCCCTTCGATGGCCAGGGGCTCGATGGCCGCCCCTTCTGCGGCCATCGAGGGGGTGGCAATCGAGGGGCCTATTCCTTGGTTTTTCCCATTATAAATAAGTTTAGCTAGACCCCTTCGGTCTAAACTTATTTATAATGGGAAAAACCAAGGAATAGGGGAAAGAAGGAGCTATCCCTACCCTCCGGTCCGGTTTCCCATTATAAATAAGTTTAGTTAGACTAAACTTATTTATAATGGGAAACCGGACCGGAGGGTAGGGATAGCGGTTCTTGCAGAAGAAGGTAAAAACCAAGGGTTCGATGGCCACCCCTCGATGGCCGCAGAAGGGGCGGCCATCGAGCCCTGTCCTTGGTTTTTCGGCCCCTAGCCCCAAGTCTGGGCGGGGCCGCCTTCGGTCTAGGGGCCCCCTTAAACCTAAGTATAGACCGAAGGGGTCTAGCTATACTTAGTTTTAAACCGGAGGGGTGGAGAAAAACAAGGACAGGGTCGGGGGCCCCAGCCCATACTTGGGGCTGGGGCCCCCGAGCCCCAGCCCATACTTGGGGCTGGGGCCCCCGAGCGGCCATCGAGCCCCTTCGATGGCCAGGGGGTGGCCATCGAACCCCCCGGCCTCCTTCTTTCCTTGTTTTTATCCGCCCCTCCGGTTTAAAACTAAGTAGAGCTAGACCCCTTCGGTCTATACTTAGGTTTAAGCCGGAGCCGTAGGGAGCGAAGCGTAAGAGGGGAAAAAACAAGGGGTCGATGGCTCGGGGGCCCCAGCCCCAAGGCTGGGGTCCCCTACGGCTCTCTCTTGGTTTTCTCCCTCCTACCCTCCGGCTTAAAACTAAGTATAGACCGAAGGGGTCTAGCTATACTTAGTTTTAAGCCGGAGCCGGAGGGAACGAAGTGGTAGAGCCGGAGGGTAGGAGGAAAGGACGGGCTTGGGGGCCCCTGCCCCAAGGCTGGGGGCCCCCGACCCCCAGCCCCAAGTATGGGCTGGGGGCCCCCAACCCCCGACCACCCCCGGCCTCCTTCGGCGGGCGGCCATCGAGCCCCGGCCAACGAGGGGTCGGGGGCCCCAGCCTTGGGGCTGGGGCCCCCGACCCCTCGTTGGCCGGGGGCCCCAGCCTTGGGGCTGGGGCCCCCGAGCCCTTCTTCCCTCCGGCTATGTTTTTCCCATTATAATTAACTATAACTTTGTTATAGTTAATTATAATGGGAAAAACATAGGAAGAGGGGAAGAGGGGAAAGCACCGGTTTCTTCTGCCCTTATAATTAACTATAACTTAGTTATAGTTAATTATAATGGTCGGGGGCCCCTAGCCCCAACTTGGGGCTAGGGGCCCCCGAGGAAAAAACAAGGAAATAACGGATTATATTTTTTTATTTATAAGAATATAATCCGTAAGAACTGCTGTAATAACTGCTGAAAAAACAAGGAGGCGTTTAAAGAAGAACAGCAAGAACACCCGGATTGCTACTCTTAACAACCAACCGATAAAAAAGAAACAACTTTATTTTAGTATTTATTATTCCTTTTTCCCCTTATTGGTGTATAATATTCTTTGGGTACCTTGCCGTTTCCCTTTCCTTCTTTTCTTTTTCTCTTTCTCTTCTTTCTTATTAGAAGATTTGGCACAACTGGCATAATTGGCACATGACAGACTTTAGCCTACTCTTATTAAGCGCCATCGAGCTTTTCTTCTTTTCTTTCATTTTTACTTGGCACATCTTTATCTCTTTTGTTCTTGCTCTTACTTGTTAGGTCCGCCCTCACAGAAGAACTGCGGCTTTTCTGCTTTCCAAGCACCGCTTTCCCCTCTCTGTAGTTTTTCTCCCTCCCTACCCTCCGGTTCGGTTATAAATAAGTTTAGCTAGACCCCTTCGGTCTAAACTTATTTATAAGGGAAAAACCAAGGAAAGGCCCCTCGATGGCCGGGGTGGTCGGGGGCCCCAGCCCCAAGTTGGGGCCCCAGCCCATAGTTGGGGCCCCAGCCCCAAGGCTGGGGCCCCCGATCCATCGAACCCTTGGTTTTTCCCTTCCTCCGCTCCCTCTAACGCTGCGCTCCGCCCCTCCGGCTCCGGTTCGGCTTTCCCCTCGTAGGCCACCCCCGGCTGCTTCGGAAGAAGGGCGGCCATCGAGCCCCTCTTCCTTTTTTTTTTCCCATTATAAATAAGTTTAGACCGAAGGGGTCTAGCTAAACTTATTTATAATGGGAAAAAACAAGGAAAGGCCGGGCTATATGGACGCCCTGTCCTTGTTTTTTCCATTAAAACTAAGTATAGACCGAAGGGGTCTAGCTGTACTTAGTTTTAATGGAAAAAACAAGGAAAGAAGGAGGCCATCGAGGGGGTGGCCTTTCCCCTCTTCCTATGTTTTCTCCCTCCTTCCCTATGGCTCCGGCTTAAAAATAAGTTTAGACCGAAGGGGTCTAGCTAAAATTTTAAGCCGGAGCCGTAGGGAAGGAGGGAGAAAACATAGCCGGACCGGACCGGACCGGAGCCGGAGGGTAGGAGGGAGAGCCGGACCGGACCGGAGGGAACGAAGTGGTAGAGGAGCCGGACCGGACCGGACCGGAGGGAAGGAGACGAAGTGGTAGAGGAGCCGGACCGGAGGGAGCGAAGCGTAAGAGGAGAAGGAAGGAAGGGCCGGGGCTATATGGCCGCCCTGTCCTTGGTTTTTCCCTTAAAACTAAGTATAGACCGAAGGGGTCTAGCTATACTTAGTTTTAAGGGGAAAACCCAAGGAAAGAAGGAGGCCTCCTTCTTTCCTTGGGTTTTCCCCTTAAAACTAAGTATAGTTAGACTATACTTAGGTTTAAGGGGAAAACCCAAGGACAGGGCTCGATGGCCGCCCCTTCTGCGGCCATCGAGGGGGTGGCCATCGAGGGGAAAGGCCACCCCGGCTGCTTCTACGAGGAGACGGTAAGCGGGTCTTGCAGAAGAAGGGAAAAACCAAGGACATAATTAATTATATTTAAATATAATTCTTTATAATGGGAAAACCCAAGGGTTCGTAGGCTCGGGGGGGCCCCAGCCCATACTTGGGGCTGGCCCCCCCCGAGCCTACGAACCCGGAAGAAGGGCGGTCGGGGGCCCCAGCCCATACTTGGGGCGGGGGCCCCCGAGCCATCGAGGCTGCTTCTACGAGGGGAAAGCCGCTCTTCTGCTATGAAACTTACATAAGAGTAAGACCGAAGGGTACTAGAAGCTGCCCATTAGAATAAACTATAACTTATTAAGTTATAGTTTATTAGAATAGGGCTTTCCTATGTTTTTCCCATTATAATTAACTATAACTTAGTTATAGTTAATTATAATGGGAAAAACATAGGAAAGCCGCTCTTCGGCTATGAAACAAAGAATAAAAGCAGCTCCGCCTAGGAAGGTTTTGGTTTCTAATTTTCCTAAGTTAATTAGAAACCAAAACCTTCCTATACTGAAAGGTTACGGCCCCCCCTACTTGGGGTCTGGGCACTGAAAGGACCCCCCCCCTCCCCCCATGAAGAGCCGCTGTCAACCCCGTAGCAGGGGCCACCATTCTGCAGTTCCCTATTATCATTCAGTCTTACTTTAAGTACACTTTATTATAATAGGGCCCTCCTTTCTGTCCGCGCAAGTCCCGACCGACAGCTTCTGCTTTTTTATCCCTTCTACTTTTTCCCGTATGTTCTTCCTGGGGAACAGTTAGAAGCAGATCTAGAAGGTGTTCCTATGGAGGAATCTTCTTAGTGGAACAGACTCCGGGGAGTAGGGAGCCCCTCGCTCGCAACCGCGTTATACTTCACCTTCAACAGTCAACTTTTACTTTTTTGAGCCAGGAGGGATTCGAACCCCCGACCACATGGTTCGTAGCCATATGCTCTAGTCCACTGAGCTACAAGCTCTTTTCTTTTTAGGAGACCTTATCTGATAGATATGTCTTCTCCTTTTTCTTACGCAACCTTCCTGCTAGTCCTTTTAAGGAAAAGAGCAGCTTTATAAGTAGCTGACCTTTCAGCTACTTATAATGCTCTGTGCGGGCCTTCCCCCCCCCTTTTCAGGGCCCCTAGAATGAAAGGTCTTCCTCCTGCTGTTCTTCGTACTTGGGCCACTGAAAGTACGGAAAGGTCTTCTTCCCAGAATAACATAGCACCCCGTATCCTTTCAGTACTGCTGAAAAAAGAGCATTTAACTAATTAATTGTACTATTTTTTATTATTTAGCCTGCTACCGGATTTGAACCGATAACCCTCGGTTTACAAAACCGAAACTCTACCGATTGAGTTAAGCAGGCTTTTCCAATAAGTTATATAATAGTTATATTGAATGACTTATTATAAAAATATATTCCCTAAAAGTCAAATTTTTAAACACATATAAGTAAGCCAGTACGCTTCGCTAAGTAACCGAAGGGTAGTGGGCTCTTCCTTGGTTTTTCCCCTTAAAACTAAGTATAGTCTGACTATACTTAGTTTTAAGGGGAAAAACCAAGGAAGGGCTTGGGGGCCCCTGCCCCAAGTTGGGGCTAGGGGCCCCCGACCCCCAGCCCCAAGTATGGGCTGGGGCCCCCGACCAGTACGCTTCGCTAAGTAAGTAAGAGAGTAAGTAAGCCAGTACCCTTCGGTAAGTATGCTAAAAAGTTTAAAATCCATTTTTCTTTTGTTTATTTGTAAAACGGCGTTTTAAAACGGGGACTAAAACAGTACTTGTACAAAAAAAGGGGCCCATGTAAAAGTTTTTTATCTACTTGTTCCTGCGGCTACTTAAAAAAAGGAAGCCTTGCTCTCCTAAGAATTACCACTTTCCACTCTCCGTCTTTTTAAGCGGCTCAAAAAATTCAGTGTCCTAAATTAGGCAACGTCGTTGCTTTAACCTTTAAGTAGTTCGTATGAGCAGAGGTTCTTCCGGGGAACATCGATTCGAGACTTATAAAAAATTAATAAAAACAGTCTTCTTATTTCTTCACTTTTAGTAAAGAAAAATTATAAGTGTTCCTCACTTATAAGAAAGTAAGCCAGTACCCTTCGGTTCTACCAAGAACAGTAGAGGTATCTGAAAGTAACAGCTTCTTACGCAACTACGTTGCTAAAAAAGCATCTCTTCGAAAAACCCCTAGAATAAGTTGAAATATCGGGAAGTCAAGAGCACCTACCCAGCATGGGGCCTGTCTACCTTTCCCCCCCCCGGAGACTTTCAGTCCTTTCAGTCTATCCCTTTTTCTTATTATACTTATAGTTAGTTAGTCTTATAAGTAAGTCAAAGGGTCGAGAGTTTGGACTGAAAGGATCCGGGGACCTTTCAGTGGCTATGGGCCCGGTTCAGATTTTTCAGTGCAGCAGCCCCAAGCACCCCGGATCCTTTCAGTCCTTTCAGTCCGGGGGCTCTTCGCCCCCTCGTCGAATCTTGCGGCCTAGGAGGGGCGAAGAGCCCCCGGACTGAAAGGACTGAAAGGATCCGGGGTGCTTGGGGAGACATAAAGGGGCGGGGCTCGGAGACTTACTTACTTACTTATAAGTTAAGTCCCGGCTTCTTCTACGCGGCAGCAGTTTTTTGCGAAGAGCCCCGCCGTATCCTTTTAGTCCTTTCAGTGGTCTCCCCCTCAAGAACTGCCTTATTCGAAAAGGGCTCCTTAAAAAGGCGGCTTTCCCTACCCTACGGCTCTCTCTATGTTTTCTCCACCCCTCCGGTTTAAAACTAAGTTTAGCTAGACCCCTTCGGTCTAAACTTAGTTTTAAACCGGAGGGGTGGAGAAAACATAGCCGGACCGAACCGAACCGTAGGGTAGGAGAGCCGGAGGGTAGAAGGCCGGAGCCGTAGGGACCGGAGGGAAAGAGGGAAGGGCCGGGGCTATATGGCCGCCCGCCGAAGGAGGCCGGGGGCTCGATGGCCGCCCGCCGAAGGAGGCTATCGAGGGGGTGGTCGGGGGCCCCAGCCCATACTTGGGGCTGGGGCCCCCGAGCCCCAGCTCGTGGGCCCCAGCCCCAAGTATGGGCTGGGGCCCCCAAGTATGGGCTGGGGCTCGGGGGCCCCAGCCCCAAGTATGGGCTGGGCCCCCCGACCACCCCCTCGATGGCTGCTACGGAAGAAGGGCGGCCATCGAGCCCCCGGGCCTCCTTCGGGTTCGATGGCCACCCCGGCCATATAGGGGCGGGCGGCCATATAGCCACGGCCCTTCCTTCTCTCCCTCCCCTCTCTCTTTCTGGTACCCTTCGGTCGGGGGCTCGGGGGCTCGGGGGCCCCTAGCCCCAAGTTGGGGCTAGGGGCCCCCAACCCCTGCCCATAGTATGGGCAGGGGTTGGGGGCCCCTAGCCCCAACTTGGGGCTAGGGGCCCCCGAGCCCCCAACCCCCGCCCATACTATGGGCTGGGGCCCCCGAGTCCCTACGGCTACGGCTCCGGTCCGGCCTTCTACCCTCCGGCCTTCTACCCTACGGCTCCCTCTACCACTTCGCTACCCTATCCCCTACGGCGGCCTCCTTCCTACCCTCCGGTCCGGTCCGGTTCCCTCTACCACTTCGTTCCCTCCGGCTCCGGGGGTGGCCACCCCCTCGATGGCCTCCTCCGGCGGGCGGCCATCGAGCCCCTTCTGCTGGGTTCGATGGCCCCTCGATGGCCGCAGAAGGGGCGGCCATCGAGCCCTTCTGCGGCCATCGAGGGGCCAGGGGCGGAGCAACCGGCGGGTGCTCCGCCCCGCTACCCTCCGGTCCGGTCCGGTCCGGTTCGGTACGGCTCCCTATACCACTTCGTTCCCTTCCCTCTTTCCCTCCGGTCCCTACGGCTCCGGCTCTCCCCTCCCTACGGCTCCCCTCTACCACTTCGTCTCCTCCCCTTCGGTACGGCTCCGGTTCCTTCTACCTCCGGCCTTCCCTCTTTCCCTCCGGTCCCTACGGCTCCGGCTTCCCTACGGTACGGTCCGGCTCCGGCTCTACCACTTCGTCCTCTTACGCTCTGCTACCCTTCGGCCTCTTACGCTTCGCTCCCTCCGGTCCGGTACGGCTACGGCTCCGGTTCGGTTCGGTCCGGTCCGGCTCCTCTACCACTTCGTCCCTCTACCACTTCGTTCCCTTCCCTCTACCACTTCGTTCCCTACGGCTCCGGCTACCCTCCGGGCCGGTTCGGTCCGGTCCGGCCTTCCCTCCTACCCTCCGGCTCTTTCCCTCCGGTCCCTACGGCTACGGATCCGGCCTTCCCTCTACCACTTCGTTCCCTCCGGCTCCGGCTTCCCTCCGGTCCGGTACGGTCCGGCTCCCTCTACCACTTCGCTACCCTATCCCCTACGGCGGCCTCCTTCCTCTCCTACCCTCCGGTCCGGTACGGTCCGGTTCCCTCTACCACTTCGTCTCCCTTCCCTCCCCTCTACCACTTCGTCTCCCTCCCTCCTACCCTACGGCTCCGGCTTCGGTACGGCTCCGGCTCTTACGCTCTGCTACCCTTCGGCTCCTTCCCTCCGGTACGGCTACGGCTCCGGCTACCCTCCGGTCCGGTACGGCTCCGGCTCTACCCTACGGTCCTCTCCTTCGGTCCGGTCCGGTCCGGTCCGGCTCCCTCTACCACTTCGTTCCCTTCCCTCTTACGCTCTGCTACCCTTCGGTCGGGGGGGCCAGCCCAGACTGTGGGCTGGGGCCCCCGAGTCCCTACGGCTACGGCTACCCTCCGGTCCGGTCCGGTCCGGTCCGGCTCTACCCTACGGCTCCCCTCTACCACTTCGTTCCCTACGGCTTTCCCTACGGTCCTCTCCTCTTACACTTCGTTCCCTCCGGCTCCGGCTCTCCTACCCTCCGGTCCGGTCCGGCTCCGGTCCGGTCCGGCTAGGTTTTCTCCACCCCTTAGGTTTAAAACTAAGTTTAGACCGAAGGGGTCTAGCTAAACTTAGTTTTAAACCTAAGGGGTGGAGAAAACATAGAGAGAGCCGTAGGGTAGGGAAAGGCAAGAACAGGGAGGCTAAAAGCAGAAAGGAAGTAGAGTAAGGCCTTTACTTAGTTAGAAAGGAAGGTGTTCTTGTGAAACAGGAGGACATAGAGGGAGGATCCTTATAGGAGTAAAGTAGGCTTTAAATTAGGAATAAGAGAAAGGGGCCCAATGATTCGAAGGGTATTTATTTTAAGTCTTATAGGTAGGAGCTTAATAAGAGAGGAAAGTTTTGAATCTTCTAGTAATGTAAAAAATGAAAGATTCTTGCTCTTTCCCTAAGCACCAGGATTTTGGACCGAAGGGTAAGAAGTTAAGAAGGGCAAGAACTGCTCTTAATAAGAGAAAGAGTGGTTGTTGCTGGTTCCCGCTTAGAAGAGGGCTATTATACCGAAGGTAAAGAAGGGCTGCTCTTATTAAGGCTGAAAAACTGCTCTTATAAGTAAGTAAGAGAAAGGGTGTACCGCTCCCTTATAACTGCTATGCTTCGGAAGCAGGGGTTCTTATTTGTTAAGAGTAGCAGTGCGGCTTGTTCTACAGCGGTTCTTAACAAACAAATAAGAGCAGGGAGGGGGTTATTTGTTTGTTAAGAGTAGCAGCCCGGATTGTTCTACCGCGGTTCTTAAGTTTATAAGAGCAGGGAGGGGACTATTATTTGTTTGTTAAGAGTAGCAGAAGACCCAGGCTTATGAGATACAGCTGTTCTTAACAAATAAGAGCAGGGAGGGGACTCTTATTTGTTTGTTTGCCCCTTCGGTTTGCCTGTACCCTTCGGTTTGCCTGTACCCTTCGGTTTGCCTGTACCCTTCGGTTTGCCTGTACCCTTCGGTTTGCCTGTACCCTTCGGTTTGCCTGTACCCTTCGGTTTATAAGTTTGCCCTCTTCGGTTTATAAGTTTGCCTGTACCCTTCGGTTTGTTTGTTAAACTGCTGCTCTTCACCACAAGACTCGAATCTTATTATAAGAACGCTAACAAAAAGGCCCAGTCCCGTTCTTATTTGTTTTTTGTTTCCCTTCATCCCTTATAAGTGGAAAGAGAACTGCACTGGTAACATTCCCTCTTCTTAAAACCACCACTACGGGCTCGTTATAGCCTACTTATAATCGCCCTTTCAGTGCCGGAGGGAACGTAGTGTAAGAGGGAGACCACAAGCATGCCTATTCTAAATAACCTTTCTGCCATTTCTTCGGTAATGTTCTTTAAAGGCTCGGGGGTCGGGGGCCCCAGCCCATACTTGGGGCTGGGGCCCCCGACCCCCGACCTTTGTTTTTCTTATAAGCCAGCACCCTTCGGTCTTGTGGTGCCCTCCCATTAACTTGTAACATCTATGCTGCTATTCGGTTTCTTGGCCTCGAAAATCCTATTAGAACGCCGGGAGAGCCATATCCTCCGGGTGAATACTCCTACGCAGAAGCGGCGCTTCTTATTTGTGTTTTGTTTCTCTTATAAGTTAAGTAAGTAACTATCCTACGGTAAGCTACTAAAGTAAGACCCCCTACGGGAACCTTAAATGCTAGTTTAAGGACTTGTAACATTCCAAATATGCTGCTACCCGGTTTCCCACTTCTTCTATAGCGAACCACAAGCATTAAGAGGGGAATAGTACATGCTCCTAATAAGAACTCCGCTTTGTTTCTCTTATAATTTCCCTACGTCTTCCTACGGTACGCTCTTCTTGTGGGGAACCGCCTCTTTCTGCACTGACTCGAATTCTCACAGCCACAAGCATATAGACCGTATTAGAAACTTGAACAAGCACCGGCTCGGGGACCCTTTCCCTCTTACCCTCCGGCCTATACCACTTCGTTCCCCTCTCCTCTACCACTTCGTTCCGCCCCTCCGGCTACGGCTCTCTCTTAGGTAAGTTTTCCTCTACCCTCCGGCTTATAATTAACTATAACAAAGTTATAGTTAATTATAAGCCGGAGGGTAGAGGAAAAGCCGGACCGTAGGGTAGCCGGACCGGACCGGAGCCGGACCGGAGCCGTAGCCGTAGGCAGCGAAGCTTAAGAGGGGAGGGAGAGAATCGGAGGGTAGGAGCCGTAGGGTAGAGCCGGACCGGACCGAAGCCGTAGCCGTACCGGAGGGTAGGAAGGAGTCCGCCGTAGGGTATAGGGTAGGAGGGAGAGCCGGACCGGACCGAACCGGACCGGACCGGAGCCGTAGCCGTACCGGACCGGAGGGAGCGAAGCGTAAGAGGCCGAAGGGTAGCAGAGCGTAAGAGGACGAAGTGGTAGAGCCGGAGCCGTACCGGACCGAAGGGAAGCCGGAGCCGTACCGAAGCCGGAGGGTAGGAGGGAGCCGAAGGGTAGCAGAAAGAGAGAGGGAAGGCCGGAGGGTAGAACGCCGTAGGGGAGAGGGTAGGAGCCGTAGGGGAGGGGAGAGCCGGAGCCGTACCGGAGCCGGACCGGAGGGTAGCCGGAGGGTAGAAGAGACCGCCGTAGCCGGAGGGAACGAAGTGGTAGAGGGAGGGTAGGAGCCGTAGGGTAGACGAAGTGGTAGAGGGAACCGGACCGTACCGGAGGGTAGCCGGAGCCGTAGCCGTACCGGAGCTCGGGGGCCCCCAGCCCCAAGTTGGGGCTGGGGGCCCCCGACCGGAGCCGGAGGGAACGAAGTGGTAGAGCCGGAGCCGTAGGGAACGAAGTGTAAGAGGGGAGGGGAGCCGAAGGGTAGCAGAGCGTAAGAGCCGGAGCCGTACCGAAGCCGGAGCCGTAGGGTAGGAGGGAGGGAGACGAAGTGGTAGAGGGGAGGGAAGGGAGACGAAGTGGTAGAGGGAGCTGGAGGGTAGAAGGGCGGACCGAAGGGTAGCCGGAGGGTATAAGGAATGAAGGAAGGGCTCGGGGGTTTGGGCGGGGGCCCCCAACCCCCGACCCCTCTTCCTTGTTTTTCCTTCCTCCTACCCTCCGGCTCTTTCCCTCCGGTCCCTACCTACGGCTCCGGCTCCGGCTTAAAACTAAGTTTAGACCGAAGGGGTCTAGCTATACTTAGTTTTAACTGGAAAAAACAAGCCGGACCGTACCCGTAGCCGTAGGGAACGAAGTGGTAGAGCCGTAGCCGGACCGGAGGGAAGCCGTACCGGAGGGAGAGCCGGACCGGACCGGAGGGAACGAAGTGGTAGAGGAGCCGGACCGGAGGGAAGGAGAGAAGGAAGGAACCGGAGCCGTAGGGACCGGAGGGAAAGAGGGGAGCCGTAGGGGAGGGGAGAGCCGTACCGGACCGGAGCCGGCCCGGAGGGTAGCCGGAGGGTAGAAGGAACCGGAGCCGTAGGGAACGAAGTGGTAGAGGGGAGCCGTAGGGTAGAGCCGGACCGGAGCCGTAGGGACTCGGGGGCCCCAGCCCATACTATGGGCTGGGTCCCCCGAGCCCCAGCCCATAGTTTGGGCTGGGGCTCGGGGGACCCAGCCCATAGTTTGGGCTGGCCCCCCCCCCGACCGAAGGGTAGCAGAAAGAGAGAGCCGGACCGGAGCCGTAGGGAACGAAGTGGTAGAGGGGAGAGGAGGGAGGGGAGCCGTAGGGAAACCGGAGCCGTAGCCGGACCGGACCGAAGGAGAGGACCGTAGGGTAGAGCCGGACCGGACCGAACCGGAGGGAAGCCGGAGCCGGAGGGAACGAAGTGGTAGAGGGAAGGCCGGAGCCGTAGCCGTAGGGACCGGAGGGAAAGAGCCGGAGGGTAGGAGGGAAGGCCGGACCGGACCGGAGCCGGACCGAGGGAAGCCGTACCGGACCGGAGCCGGACCCGTAGGGTAGGAGGGAGGGAGAGCCGGACCGGACCGGAGGGAACGAAGTGGTAGAGGAGCCGGAGGGAAGAAGGAAGGAAGGGACCGGAGGGTAGAGCCGGAGCCGTACCGAAGGGGAGGAGACGAAGTGGTAGAGGGAAGGAACCGGAGCCGTACCGGAGCCGGAGCCGTAGGGACACGGGGGCTCGGGGGCCCCCAGCCCATAGTTGGGGCAGGGGCCCCCAACCCCAGCCCATACTATGGGCTGGGTCCCCCGACCCCCCCGACCGAAGGGTAGCAGAGCGTAAGAGCCGGAGGGTAGGAGGGGAGGCGAAAAGAGAGAGGGGAGCCGTAGCCGGAGGGGCTGAGGCCGTAGCCGGAGGGGCTGAGGGGAGAGCCGGACCGGAGCCGGACCGAAGGGAAGCCGGACCGGAGGGAAGGATAGCCGGACCGGAGCCGTAGGGACCGGAGGGAAAGAACCGGACCGGAGGGAAGCCGGACCGGAGCCGTAGCCGTAGGGTAGGAGGGAGGGAGAGAAGGGAGGAGGAGAGCCGGACCGGACCGGAGGGTAGCGGGGCGGAGCACCCGCCGGTTGCTCCGCCCCTTCTTCCTCTGTTTTCCTCTACCCCTCCGGCGAGGAAGTTTTCCCCTTATAAATAAGTTTAGACCGAAGGGGTCTAGCTAAACTTATTTATAAGGGGAAAACTTCCTCGCCGGAGGGGTAGAGGAAAACATAGAGAAAGCCGTAGGGTAGGGGTGGAGAAAACATAGCCGGACCGGAGGGTAGCCGGAGCCGTAGGGAACGAAGTGTAAGAGGGAAGGAAGGGCCAGGGGGTGGTCGGGGGGCCCCAGCCCATACTATGGGCTGGGGCCCCCGAGCCACAGCCTTGGGGCTGGGGCCCCCGTGCCATCGAACCCCCGGAGCCGTAGGGACCGAAGGGTAGCAGAAAGAGAGAGGGAAGGGAGAGCCGGACCGGACCGAAGCCGAAGCCGTAGGGACTCGGGGGGGCTCGGGGCCCCTGCCCCCGAGCCCCCCGACCGAAGGGTAGCAGAAAGAGAGAGCCGGACCGGACCGAACCGGAGGAGAGGACCGTAGGGGAGAGGAAAGCCGGACCGGACCGGAGCCGGCGCCGTACCGGACCGGAGGGTAGCCGGAGCCGGAGGGAACGTAGTGGTAGAGGGAACCGGAGCCGTAGGGTAGGAGGGAGGCCGAAGGGTAGCAGAGCGTAAGAGCCGGAGGGAAGGAGGGGAGAGCCGGACCGGACCGAACCGGAGGGTAGGAGAGGAGAGCCGGAGGGTAGAAGGCCGGACCGGGGGGTAGCCGGAGGGTAGAAGGCCGGACCGGGGGGTAGCCGGAGGGTAGAAGGAAGGAAGGAAGGGAGGGGAGAGCCGGACCGGAGCCGGAGGGAAGAAGGGACCGTAGGGTAGAGCCGGAGCCGGACCGAACCGGAGGGAACGAAGTGGTAGAGGAGCCGGAGGGTAGAAGGCCGGACCGGAGGGAAGCCGGAGGGAAGAAGAGACCGCCGTAGCCGGAGGGAACGAAGTGGTAGAGGGAGGGTAGGAGCCGTAGGGTAGAGCCGGACCGGACCGGAGCCGGGGGGAAGAAGGGACCGTAGGGTAGAGCCGGAGCCGTAGGGACCGGAGGGGTAGAGGGAAGGAAGGGCTCTTCCTTGGAAATTCCCATTAAAATGAACTATAACTAAGTTATAGTTCATTTTAATGGGAATTTCCAAGGAAGAACCCCAGCAGCCCCCTTAAAACCGACAACTTATATAGGAAGCGTAGCTTTTCCTGCTATACTACAGGTATAAAAAAGAATAACTTGTTATTCTTTTTTATACCCGTAGGGCTTTTGCCCTTTTTCTTGTTTATTTTTGGAAATTGTTTAATTCGGGATGACAGGATTCGAACCTGCGACCCTATGCTCCCAAAGCACATGCGCTACCAAACTGCGCTACATCCCGTACAATTAAATAATAATTAATATACATTAATTATTACTAAAACACAACCTTATTAACTTACATATTAATTTTTTAGATTTTAAAAAAGTTAATCTATTGGTTCCTAGGGAGCCTTATTTGTATAACATCGTTCAATTATAACACTTATTAGTAAGTAAGTTAAGTATAGTTAAGTATAGTATAGTTAAGTATAGTTAAGTTAAGTCTACTTAAGTTAAGTATAGTATAGTTAAGTAAAGTTAAATTAAGGTAAATTTAGTTAAGTATAGTTAAGTATAGTTAAGTATCGTTAAGTTAAGTAAGTATAGTTAAGTTAAGTTAAGTAAGTATAGCTATCTCTTCTTAATAGGGCGGGGCGTTCCTGTTCTTCCTTTTTTATATTTCTTCGAAGCCGCCTTCGTTCAGCTTCATTTTTTTACCACTCCTTTTACGCAACATATTTGTCAGTGATTCATCTAAAGGTTACTTCTTTCTTCCTTCTGCTACTTTCCCGTTGGCTCAACTTCGTTCGGGTTTGCTTGTTCTTTTGGTCTTCAGGATGACTGAAAGGGGCCCATCCTATAAGGAAAGGCCCCGAAGGGACTAGAAGCAGCTCTTCCTGGAAGACTGACTGGGGTCTTCCCCTAGCAGCTTCGCAGGAAAGAGGTGAACGCCGTTCAGCTCTTTAGGGGCTCGCGGGAGTGATAAGGTAAGGCGGCTACGCTGCCGGTCCTGAAACTGGCATCTTTCAGTGCAGCAGCCCTTCTGCGCAGAAGACAGATAGTCCTTTCAGTGGCCACTAGACCTCAGGGGCCCACCCCTGCTACGTCTGGGGCCCCGTAGGTCTAGGGGCAAGCTGCCAGCCCACTTACCGAAGGGTTGCCCCCTCGTAGAAGCAGCCGGTGGCGGTCGGGGTTTGGGGGTTGGGGGTTGGGGGCCCCAGCCCATAGTATGGGCTGGGGCCCCCAACCCCCAACCCCCGAGCCTTTCCTATGTTTTTCCCATTATAATTAACTATTACTTAGTTATAGTTAATTATAATGGGAAAGGAATTTTTACCATTATAAAAATATAAGTTTAGTCAAACTAAACTTATATTTTTATAATGGTAAAAATTCCTTTCCCTCCTTGGTTTTTACCATTATAATTAACTATAACTTAGTTATAGTTAATTATAATGGTAAAAACCAAGGGTTCGCTGGTCGGGGGGGGCCCCAGCCCATACTTGGGGCTGGGGGTCGGGGGCCCCCAGCCCATACTTGGGGCAGGGGCCCCCGAGCCCCTCTTCCTATGTTTTTCCCCTTAAAACTAAGTATAGACCGAAGGGGTCTAGCTATACTTAGTTTTAAGGGGAAAAACATAGGAAGGGCTTGGGGGCCCCTGCCCCAAGTTGGGGCTAGGGGCCCCCGACCCCAGCCCCAAGGCTGGGGCTCGGGGGCCCCCAGCCCATAGTATGGGCTGGGCCCCCCGACCACCCCTTCTGCTGGGTTCGATGGCCACCCATATATGGCCGCAGAAGGGGCGGCCATCGAGCCCCGGGTTCGATGGCCACCCCGGCTGCTTCAGCGAGGGGCCAGCGATGGGCCAGGGGCGGAGCAACCGGCGGGTGCTCCGCCCCTTCGATGGCTCGGGGGCCCCAGCCCCAAGGCTGGGGCTCGGGGGCCCCCAGCCCATAGTATGGGCTGGGGCCCCCCGACCACCCCTTCTGCTGGGTTCGATGGCCACCCATATATGGCCGCAGAAGGGGCGGCCATCGAGCCCCGGGTTCGATGGCTCGGGGGCTCGGGGGCCCCCAGCCCCAAGTTGGGGCAGGGGCCCCCAACCCCAGCCTTCTGCCAAGTATGGGCTGGGGCCCCCGACCACCCCGGCTGCTTCAGCGAGGGGCCAGCGAGGGGCCAGGGGCGGAGCAACCGGTCGGGGCGGAGCGGTTTCCCTATTAGAATTCACTATACCTAAGTATATTGAATTCTAAAAGGAAAAATTACTAGCCCCTTTCAGTGGCTCATGCCTCGAACCCTTCGGTACGAAGGCGGCCCCGCCCAGACGGAGCGGGGGTTCTTCCTCTTTCCCCTTCGGTAAAGCAGGGTTTTCCTCTTTGGGAGAGTTAAAGCAGCGGTTTCCATATGAAACAAAAAGGTCTCCAGACTCTAAGGGGCTAGCTGTCTTTCGCTGCGCCTTTAAAAGGAGTTTTTCCTCAAGAACTTCCCGGAAGCAGTTCTTTGGAAACCTCCCTTTTCGTATCCTTCGGCTCGCAGAGAGCCCCAGCCTATTAGAATTAACTATAACTTAGTTATAGTTAATTCTAATAGGCTTTCCCCTCTCTGTAGGTTTTCTCCACCCCTCCGGTTTAAAACTAAGTTTAGCTAGACCCCTTCGGTCTAAACTTAGTTTTAAACCGGAGGGGTGGAGAAAACATAGGGTTCGATGGCCACCCCGGCCCTTCCTTCTTCCCTCCGGCTTCCCTCCGGTACGGCTATGTTTTCTCCACCCCTTCGGTTTAAAACTAAGTATAGCTAGACCCCTTCGGTCTATACTTAGGTTTAAGCCGGAGGGACCGGAGGGGTAGAGGAAAACATAGGAAGAGGGGAGAGGCCTTCCCCCTCGATGGCCTCCTTCTTTCCTTGTTTTTTCCCTTAAACCTAAGTATAGTCATACTATACTTAGGTTTAAGGGAAAAAACAAGGACAGGGCGGCCATCGAGCCCCTCTTCCTATGTTTTCCCTCTACCACTTCGTTCCCTCCGGCTCCCTCCTTCCCTACGGCTCCGGCTCTTTCCCTCCGGTCCCTACGGCTCCGGTCGGGGGGGCCCCCAGCCACAACTTGGGGCTGGGGGCCCCCCCGAGCTCCGGCTTATAATTAACTATAACAAAGTTATAGTTAATTATAATGGGAAAAACATAGAGAGAGCCGTAGGGTAGGGAAAGAAGGGCGGCCTACGAGCCCCCTCTCTGTAGGGTTTTCCCATTATAAATAAGTTTAGCTAGACCCCTTCGGTCTAAACTTATTTATAATGGGAAAACCCTACAGAGAGGGGAAAGCCGCTCTTCCGCTATGAAACAAAGAGTAATCTCGTAGGATCCTATATTCTGCAGCTCGGGGCACCCCTCTCTGCCCGGGCCCCTAGAATAACCCCGAAGCAGCCTTGTCCATGAACCAGCAGACCCCCCCCCTGAGGTCTATGGGCTCTAGGGCCGCCCCTCTATGCCGGGGCTCTAGGCCCCTAGAGGCCGGGTTCGGCCCTATAGCCCCGGCCTAGAGGGGAGGACCTAGAGCCCCCTCCTTTTAAAGGCGCAGAGAGGGGTGCCCCGACCAAAAACAAAGGAGTCTCCTAGAGACGCGAGGTTACTTAAGTATTCTAACTAATTATATTTAAATATAATTAGTTAGAATACTTAAGTAACCGGCAATGACAGCAGCCGTTGGTCCCCTCAGCAACCGGTTGCTGAGGGGACCAACGGCTGCTGTCATTGCCGGGGCTTGGGGTTATTGCCGGGTTCCCGGGAAACCGCTGTTCTTCTGGGTTTTTGCAGGGGGCCCCCCGGGGGAACCACCCTTCAAAAACCCAGAAGAACAGCGGTTTCTTCCCTCTTTCCTTTGTTTCCTACATTAATAAACCTATACTTATAGGTTTATTAATGTAGGAAACAAAGGAAAGCAGCTGCCCTTACAGTCCTTTAAGTTAGCGAAGCAGCCTTACATTCTAGGGGTCGGGGACTGAAAGCGGCAATAACCGCTGCTGGTTCCCCAGAGACCGAAGGCGGTCCGGCTGCTGCCAGACTGAGAAGGGTCTCTGTCCACCTTCTAGTCCCCGGAGGCTTCCAAGAAGAAAGGGGTCCTTTAACGCCACTGAAAGTATTTAGGCTGCTGCTGGGTATTGAATGTTTCCTACTACAAATAAAATTCATATAAAGAAATTCTAAAAGCCCAGATGTACTTCTAAGTAAGAGCTGCCGGCTGCTCCTTAAACGCCGGCAGCTCTTACTTAGAAGTACATCTGGGCTTTTAGAATTTCTTTATATGAATTTTATTTGTAGTAGGAAACCGGTGCTTGCACGGCTCTTAAGTAAGTTTCGTATTATACTTAATATATAAATATTTTAAATTATCATACGAAACCTGCTCTCGCCGCTCCTTTGTTGACTGAATTCCCTGCTCTATGCCAGGCCTCTCCCTTTTACTTATACTAATTAACCATATTTATAAGTAAGTAAGTAAGCCATTACCCTTCGGTAAGCCAGTACCCTTCGGTAAGCCAGTACCCTTCTTATAAGTAAGCCAGTACCCTTCGGGAATACCCTTCGGGAATACCCTACGGGAATACCCTTCTTCTGCGAAGAAGTAAGTTACTTATTAAAAGAAAAATATGAAGTTTTCCTTTTATAATTAACTTTCCTATAGGAAGTTAATTATAAAAGGAAAACGGAGCGGTTCTTCTGCGGGGAAACCGGTCTTCTTGTGCGGAGCAACCGCTCGGGGGTGCGAAGCCCCACCCGCCGGGTGGGGCTTCGCACCCCCGAGCGGTTGCTCCGCACAAGAAGACCGGTGTTCTCCGCAGAAGGGGCTCCTTCTTTCCTTGTTTTTTACCATTATAATTAACTATAACTTAGTTATAGTTAATTATAATGGTAAAAAACAAGGAAAGAAGGAGCCCCTTCTGCGGAGAACACTTTAAGCAGAAGACCGGCGTTTCTTGAAGAACACCCTTCGAAGGCTCGAATTTTTAAAGCTGGCTCGGGGGCCCCAGCCCCAAGTTGGGGCTGGGGCCCCCGACCCCTCTTCCTATGTTTTTCCCCTTAAAACTAAGTTTAGACCCCTTCGGTCTAAACTTAGTTTTAAGGGGAAAAACATAGGAAGAGGGGTCGGGGGCCCCAGCCCCAACTTGGGGCTGGGGCCCCCGAGCCAGCTTTAAAAATTCTACTTTGTTTTTGGAGCCTGGAAGCAGTGGGACATTCAGTCCTTACCGAAAGGGTTCGGGGGTTGGGGGCCCCCAGCCCATACTTGGGGCTGGGGGCCCCCGAGCCCCAGCCTTGGGGCTGGGGCTCGGGGGCCCCCAGCCCCAAGTATGGGCTGGGGGCCGCCAACCCCCGAGCCCGTCCTTGGTTTTTCCCCTTAAAACTAAGTATAGTCAGACTATACTTAGTTTTAAGGGGAAAAACCAAGGAAGAGCCCATTGCTTCCAGGCTCCAAAAACAAAGGAGAGCTAGAAATAGAGCTTCGTACTTAACTTATAAGTAAGTAAGTCTGTTTATAGGAAAAGCATAACAGGAGGATCATATAGAGGGCGTAACTTACTTATAAGTTAAATAAGTGTTCAGCCCTCCGTTCAACTTTTACCGTCCGTATGCGTAGGGACAAAGCGCGTTCAAGTTTTACTACGGAGAAAACTCGTAGGTTTTTGAAAAGCAAGGGAAAGCATAAGAGATGGCTAGAACAGTATAGTTTTTATTATTTAGCTAAAGCTTCCCAACTATTTGAAACTTCATCAAGAAGTAATGAGTTGTTATAAATTTCTAAAATAATAAGTAAAAAAACAGCAAATAGTAGAATAAAAATTGCCATTAAAACGGTTGTACCCCATCCTGGTAAAACTTTACCTGCTTCTGAATTTAACGGACGTAATAAAGTGCCTAAAGGTGTAACAATACCTGGTTCTTGTAAAATAGAATCTGACCCTAATGTATTTTTTGTTTTAGCTGTTGACATTTTTGAAATCTAAATAAATTGTTATTTTTACTTTCTGTAATATAATAATAAAGGTGAATAATTTTGTTTTTATATGCCATTATTATCTTATTATGATTATTTCTTAATAATTAAATAATAAGATAAAGGCAAATTTTTTTATGGAAAGTCCAGCTTTTTTCTTTACATTTTTTTTATGGTTTCTTTTATTAAGTGCTACCGGGTATTCTGTATATGTTAGTTTTGGACCTCCTTCCCAAAAATTAAGAGATCCTTTTGAAGAACATGAAGATTAAATTCCTATTCTTTTTTTCTTATAGTTAGATTTTATTGCAATAAACAGGATTATTGCTATAAAAACTAACTACCTATTAATTTTTTTTAAGAAGTTGTAGCTATGAATTCTTTCTTATTAGATTTTTCAAAAATAAAAAAGGTAGTAAAGAAATATGGTCAAATAGCATTTATGTTGTCTAACTTTTTTTAAGTTCATATAGTTGTACGAGCGGCTTCCTCAACTTCGTTGCTAAAAGAAGCTGCCCTGTTTGTTTACCCGTAATAGTACTTCAGCTTAACAGGAAGAGCAAACAGTGGAAAAGAGCTGCGACATACATACATACATATAAGTACATATAAGTAAATGTACAGCCTGCTACCCTCTTTTTTCATATACCTCTTCCCTTCTTCGGCTCTCACCGTCTTTTCCTTCTTTTTAGCTTTCTCGGGGTTTACTAAAAGGTCTTCCTAGATGCAGAACCCCTGAAAGGGGAACGACTGAAAGCTCTACTGTTTCTCGGGGGTAACTGTAAGTTCTTCTTTTTTACAGGGGCTCGTTGGCCGCCCCCGGCCAACGAGGGGGCAACTCATAAGGCCGTACACCTTATACGTGGCCCCAGTGTTAGCGAAACTCAGTGAAGCTCGGGGCTGCGGGGTGCCGAATTCGTCTTCTAACCCCCCCCCTTCCCCTAGAACTAAGGGTAAGAAGACGAATTCGGCACCCCGCAGCCCCGACCAAAAGAAGAACCCAGATAAAGAGGAAGCCCTTTCAGTTCCGACTTCTAAGTTAGTCGTTTTTTATTAGAATTCAGTATAACTTAGACGAAATTAGAATCCAAAACTCTAGAGCTCCCAGGAACTCGCTGATAAGGCTGCTACGCAGAATGAAAGCGGCCTGGCATAGAGCAGGATCTTCAGTAAGCAGGACTGAATCTAGGGCCTTCGGCTCTTTCCTTTTCAGGGGCTTTTCTTTGTTTCATAGGAGTAGGACAAAGGGGCTCCTTCTCCTTTTAAAGGCGCTTCGAAGCAGCCCCTCCTTTGCTTGGGCGTTCCTCCTGCTGTTCTTCTTATTAGGAACAGCAGGTTTCCTTCGGGGGGAACCACCTTCGGGCTCGTAGGCCGCCCTTCTTTCCCCTCTTCCTATGTTTTCTCCCTCCTTCCCTCCGGCTCCGGCTTAAAACTAAGTTTAGACCGAAGGGGTCTAGCTAAACTTAGTTTTAAGCCGGAGCCGGAGCCGTAGGGAACGAAGTGTAAGAGCCGGAGCCGTAGGGAAGGAGGGAGCCGGAGGGTAGGAGGAAAACATAGCCGGACCGGAGCCGTAGGGAACGAAGTGGTAGAGGGAAGGAAGGGCCGGGGTGGCCATCGAACCCGAAGGAGGCCCTTCCTTCCCTCTACCACTTCGTTCCCTCCGGCTCCGGCCTCCCCTACGGTCCCTTCTTCCCTCCGGCTCCGGCTCCGGCTCCGGTCCGGCTATGTTTTCTCCACCCCCTATATGGCCGGAAGAAGGGCGGCCATATAGCCCCTCCGGTTTAAAACTAAGTATAGCTAGACCCCTTTGGTCTATACTTAGGTTTAAGCCGGACCGGACCGAAGGGTAGCCGGAGCCGGAGGGAACGAAGTGGTAGAGGGAACCGGAGCCGTAGGGTAGGAGGGAGGCCGGAGGGGTAGAGGAAAACTTACCTAAGAGAGAGCCGTAGGGTAGGGGGTGGAGAAAACATAGCCGGACCGAAGGGTAGCCGGAGCCGTAGCCGTAGGGACTCGGGGCCCCAGCCCATACTATGGGCTGGGGCTCGGGGGCCCCCAGCCCATAGTATGGGCTGGGGTTGGGGGCTCGGGGGCCCCTAGCCCCAAGTTGGGGCTAGGGGCCCCCAACCCCTGCCCATACTAGGGGCAGGGGCCCGTCCTTGGTTTTTCCCATTAAAACTAAGTATAGTCAGACTATACTTAGTTTTAAGGGGAAAAACCAAGGAAGAGCCCCCGACCGAAGGGTAGCAGAGCGTAAGAGCCGGACCGGACCGGAGGGAACGAAGTGGTAGAGGAGCCGGACCGGAGCCGTAGGGTAGGAGGCCGGAGGGTAGAAGGAAGGGAGGGGAGGGAAGGGCCCCTCGTTGGCCGGGGTGGCCTTCGAACCCGGGGCTCGATGGCCGCCCCCGGCCATATAGGGGGTGGCCATCGAACCCGAAGGAGCCCCTTCGGTGCTTGAAGCAGCCAGTACCCTTCTTCTGCGAAGAAGTAAGTTCTGCCCATAGCACTTTTTTTAGGTAGCGGCAGAAGACCTTTAAGTCTTGGCTCTGGGGGCTGCTCCGCTGCCCCCGCGTCGAAGAACCCCTTTGTTTCGTATTATAATTAACTATACTCACTAGCTTTAAGTATAGTTAATTATAATACGAAACAAAGGAGCCGGTCTTCTTGTGCGGAGCAACCGCTCGGGGGTTCGATGGCCAGCAGAAGGGGTGGTCGGGCGGGGGTTGGGGGCCCCAGCCCATAGTATGGGCTGGGGCCCCCAACCCCCAAGCCATCGAACCCCCGAGCGGTTGCTCCGCACAAGAAGACCGGTATGAACGTTCCTATACTAATTAACTATATAAATTAAGATAGTTAATGAGTATAGGAACGGAAAGAGTGCTTTTTTTAGAGAGTCAGCTCATAAACGTAGAGGAAAACCCGAATGTTCTATATGTTAAAAAATAATAAAGTAACATATAAACTGATAATGTCTGGTTTTGTAATGTTTTAGTATATCATACAACGTTTGTTATTGGGAAACAAAAAAGGGACAAGTAAAAATTAAATAAAATAGGAGAATTTTAGTTATCCTATTTTATTTAATTTTTTAAAGAAGAACCGTAGACATTTATTAGAAATTAATAAAAATAAACTACTATTTTGCAATACGTGGTGGTTCTCTAAAGAAAATTGCAAAAAATATAATACCTAACGTTCCAATTAGTAAAAAAGTATAAACTAAAGCTTCCATAAAAGGCGTTTCATTAATAATTTATACCTTTAAAAAGGTTTTTTTGTTAGAAAACAAAAAAAGTAACTATATTTTCAGTTACAAAACCACAAAGTAGTACATTATACCAAAATTTAAAAAGTGTTAATGCTTTTTATTCTGTCCTGATTTAAATAATCAACAAAAATTTAGCACATCTCTTTAAAATTTCATTTGCTCAAATAAAATTTAAGCCCATCATTAAATCAGTTATTTAATAGTAAAAATTAGGGTACGATTAATTAATGATTTTTTTTTATTTTAACAGAATAAGCAATTTTTGTTCTTTAGCAGCTTAAAGCAGAAGACCGGTGCTTACACCCTTTAAAGAGACGGAGGGCTGTTCTTCTTCTTTTTGCTACCTACGCGTTTTCAGCACTTCTGGTCTTCAGGATGACTGAAACCACTGCTTCCAGGGTGTTCCTGTCCATTACCCGTAGGCAACTTCTAAGGCCGTCCTTGGTTTTTACCATTATAATTAATTATAAGTTCCTTATAATTAATTATAATGGTAAAAACCAAGGGTTCTTCCCCTGTATGGACCCTTGCTGGCCCCTCTTCCTTGGTTTTCTCCCTCCCTCCCCTCTACCACTTCGTCTCCTTCCCTCCGGTACGGCTACGGCTCCGGCTCCGGCTTAAAACTAAGTTTAGACCGAAGGGGTCTAGCTAAAATTTTAAACCGAAGGGGCTATATGGCTGCTCGGGGGCTCGGGGGCCCCTGCCCATAGTATGGGCAGGGCCCCCCCCCCAGCCCATAGTATGGGCTGGGGCCCCCGACCCCTTCTGCGGCCATATAGGGGTGGAGAAAACATAGCCGGACCGGAGCCGGAGCCGGACCGGAGGGTAGGAGAGAAGGGACCGTAGGGGAGGCCGGAGCCGTAGGGAACGAAGTGGTAGAGGGAAGGAAGGGTCGGGGGTTGGGGGCCCCCAGCCCATACTATGGGCTGGGGGCCCCCGAGCCCCAGCCCATACTTGGGGCTCGGGGGCCCCCCAGCCCATAGTATGGGCTGGGGGCCCCCAACCCCCGAGCCAGGGCGGCCATCGAGGGGGTGGCCATCGAACCCGGGGCTCGATGGCCGCCCGCCGGAGGAGGCCATCGAGGGGGTGGCCATCGAACCCTAGGTATTTCCCATTATAATTAACTATAACCAAGTTATAGTTAATTATAATGGGAAATACCTAGGAAAGGCCCCCTCGATGGCTCGGGGGCCCCCAGCCCATAGTATGGGCTGGGGGCCCCCGACCTCCTTCTTTCCTTGTTTTTTCTCGGGGGCCCCTAGCCCATAGTTGGGGCTAGGGGCCCCCAACCCTTAAACCTAAGTATAGCTAGACCCCTTCGGTCTATACTTAGGTTTAAGGGTTGGGGGCCCCTAGCCCCAACTATGGGCTAGGGGCCCCCGAGAAAAAACAAGGACAGGGCGGTCGGGGGCCCCTAGCCCCAACTTGGGGCAGGGGCCCCCAAGCCTCTCCTTGGAAATTCCCTTTTTAATGAACTATAACAAAGTTATAGTTCATTAAAAAGGGAATTTCCAAGGAAGAGCCCCGGCCTTTCCCCTCGTAGGCCGCCCCGGCCTACGAGGGGAAGAGGGGAAGAAGCAGCCCTGCTTTGCTGCCAACCCTTCGTGTAGCTGCAGGAAGTACTCGATGCCTTCGTTCGGTGCTCCTATGTAGAACTTATAAGTAGGTTAGATGGCCCCCTCTTATGTAAGTAAGTCTTATTAGTTAGTTAGTTCGTTAGTAAGTGGGACTCCTATGTAGGACTTATTTACTTACTTATAAGTAAGGTCCTTTAAGCCACTTACTTAACTTACTTATAAGGTAAGTGAGGTCGCCGGTACTTCTGGGATCTTCCCGTCGGCTATGAACCTATTAGAATTAAGTATCCTTCGAATGGGACTTTATTCTAATAGGTTCCCTGCACCTTTCAGTCCTGCTCTAATTAACTCTATCCATTGAGTCCAAGAAGGGTAAAAGCGGACTCAGGGGGTCTCAGAGGAAAAGGTTTATCCTTGAAATAGTGCAGCCCTACGGGTGTTCCATTTCAAGGAAGTGTTAGACCTTTCAGTCCCCCTAAGCTCGTCCTGCGGCCCCTACCATAAGAACCCATAGGGGAAAAAGGAAACGTGGACAGGGAAATAAGGCGTGGGCCCAGGAAGAGCTGGTTTATTTACTTATTTAATTTAATTTATAAGAGAGCAGCAGTTCTATCCTGGGTTTTTCCCTTCCCCTCGATGGCTCGGGGGCCCCAGACCCAAGTTGGGTCGGGGGCCCCTAGCCCCAACTTGGGGCTAGGGGCCCCCGAGGCTTTCCTTGGTTTTCTCCTACCCTCCGGCTTAAAACTAAGTATAGACCGAAGGGGTCTAGCTATACTTAGTTTTAAGCCGGAGGGTAGGAGAAAACCAAGAACGGGCTTTTCCTTGGTTTTTCGGCCCCCAGCCCCAAGTTGGGGCTGGGGGCCCCCGACCATTAAAATGAACTATAACTAAGTTATAGTTCATTTTAATGGGAAAAACCAAGAACGGGCTTTTCCTTGGGTTTTCGGCCCCCTCGTTGGCCGGGGGCGGCCAACGAGCCCCTAGCCCCAAGTCTGGGCGGGGCCGCCTTCGGTCTAGGGGCCCCCTTAAAACTAAGTAGAGACCGAAGGGGTCTAGCTCTACTTAGTTTTAAGGGGGCCCCTAGACCGAAGGCGGCCCCGCCCAGACTTGGGGCTAGGGGCTCGTTGGCCGCCCCCGGCCAACGAGGGGGCCGAAAACCCAAGAACGGGCTTGGGGGCCCCTGCCCCAAGTATGGGCTAGGGGCCCCCGACCCCTGCCCCAAGTATGGGCTAGGGGCCCCCGACCCCTGCCCCAAGTTGGGGCTAGGGGCCCCCGACCCCCAACCCCCGACCACCCCCGGCCTCCTTCGGCGGGCGGCCATCGAGCCCCGGCCATCGAGGGGAAGGGAAAAACCCAGGATAGAACTGTTGGAAACCCTTATTTCTTTCCCTTATTTCAAAAAATAGCAGATACAGAAAACCAGAAAAAGTTCAAGAGCCGTAGCAAACCTTCTAGAGGAAAGCTCGTGCCTTTTTTTCTTCTAGGAAAAGGAGACAGACTAGTTTAAAGCTGTTCGAATTAAGCAGGAACCGAAATTCCTGCTTAATTCGAACAGCTTTAAACTAGTCTGTCTCCTTTAAAAAAAAACGCGTTCTTGAATCCTTTACCCTTCCCTATGGTTAGTGTAAAAAAGGAGAAGGGTCTCCTATACTATAAGGAGTAAGGAAACGACAAGAATACCAATAAAAGTTCAAATTAGAAAACTTCACGTAATGATGAAGTATCACCCAGTTTCTTATATTTACCATGAAAGTAGAAATACAGGGTTACCCCCATAAGACCCTTCCCGAACCGTACTTGATAGTTACCCATCATACGGCTCTCCAGACAGTGTTGATTAAGTTGTAAACTTTAAATACCGGTAATACCCGGTATAAACATTTGATGTGAATGTCATGTTTAGGTTCTTTGTATTTTCAATTTATGATTATTTATATTTTGTGTTGTTTGTTTTAAATAACGAATAATAATGATCCATTAATATGCTTTTTATTTCCGACGGACAGTCCCCGTTATCCATTTGAAAGTTCGACGCCCAATATAAATCTTCCCTAGTCAAATTCTCGTGTTCCCTTGATATTTTTTTTGCCAGATCCCCCAAAATACCATAATGCTTGCAGATACGTTGAATTGTTGTACCGTGTGTGCGCGCAAATTGTCTTAACGTAATATTCATTTTCTTCTGGTTCATACATTCCCGTATCATTCCCAATTCCAACCTGCGACCTTCCACAATAGTATAGATATTATTTTGGGCTTTTTTTGCCGTACCACCCTTCTGGCAGATAATGCACATTCCCACCATCGCAGCGTCTTCACTGCATTTTAATTTTTCCGCTACCGCTTTCACCAAAGTGGTCGTTTCTTCATCAGAAACATAAGCCGCCTGTTTTTCTTCTTCTATTTTAATATTTGATAAAACCTCGTCAGAAATTTGATAATTCATATGTTTGTATTATTCCTAATATGTCAACAGCTACTTCTCTACATTAGGGCGTTTTCAAATTCATATTTACAACAAAAACCTTTCAATGTCAAATAATTCCTTCACAGCTATGTCGTCGTATAAACCCACCTCCACCTCCGTGTGATGCTTCTTGCACAGTGGAATTTGCTTCCTGTTTAACTGTTTCATTATCTGTGTAAAACCAGATACTTTTCCCTTCCTTATGGCGTAAACGTGATGCATCTCTACGTTGTCCGGACTACCACAAATGCAACATTCGCTTGTTAAATTTCGATAAGTTCTCCAATTTATCTTGTTCAACACCATAAAAATGTCAGAATTTACCGTACTATTATTTCCCGTCCTGTTTTAAACTTTATCCTAGCTTCTAATAACTTCTCATTTATTGTCAAATAATCGTATAAGGTAAACGCTCGCTCTTTTTCTGTTGTTTTGTTAAGCTTTTTTAAGCGTGTTCGTTCCATTAAGCTGTAAGTGAGCGGTTTTCCAAACCTTTGCCTAATTTTTGATATATTGCGTTTAAGTTTTTTTGCTATGGTTCCGTAGCAAGAGTATTCGTATATATAGTGTAATCGTATGTAGGTCTTCTTGGTATCTATTACGGGAAGGAAATAATTTGCCGCCCCAAGGATCATCTGGTTATACTTTATAATGATTTCCTCTATTCTAAGTAACGTGAAAGGAGATTTAGCTATGGGCCTATAATTTTTATCCTTTCTGCAAAATCCTTTTATTGCTAAATTGTCCAACATCCTGTCCATGTCTATGGAAAAACGCATCTCCCAACCGGCATCCCTTATGAGATCCCCATATTCATTTACCCCCAATCGTCTATTTCTATAAGTGTTTATAGCGAAGCCCAAAAATTTAGCTCTATCTTTTACTAAACTAGTTATCAGTGTTTTCTTTTCGTCAAGTTCAAATCCTAAATTCTGTCTTAGTCATTCTGTAATTATTTTCTTTAACTGTGCCGCAAACTTAATCGTTCCGTTTGTTAAGATTATCCAGTCATCTGCGTATCTTGTGTATATGATCCTTATATTTTTTTTTCTCACGTCGAGGCATGGTACTCTGGAGCGCATGTTTGTTTCTATTTTTCTTTTTTTCCAAAACCTTATTAATTTCTTCTGATCTTCCGTCCTGTGTTCCACGGGAATGACTTTTAATTCTTTAAATGCTTTTCGTGCGTATCCCAACCTTCGAGATATTCTTTGATATTCCATCGTAAGAGGTTTATCCTTCCTCCCCATTTTTTGGTTATATTTCGTTATGTATTCTTTCAAGGAAGATTCCACAAATTTGTCAAATTCGTGCATGTAAATATTGAATAACAACGGACTCGCGATACCTCCCTGAGGCGTGCCTATTATCGTATCTTTGTATTTTCCAAACAAAAGTAACCCACTGCTTAACCCAGATTTCAATAACGACAAAAACTTCTCGTCCGAAATCGTCCTTCTTAAGATTTCCATTAACTTATCATGTACCACGTTATCATAAGCTCCTACGATATCTCCTTCTATTGCAGTAACACATGCTGGTGCTAGTTTCTTAATTCGATGCATAGCATGATGAGCCGACTTTTCCTTCCGGAAACCATAATTAACATCAAGTTTTTGAAAAATAGGCTCGTATATTGCATCGAGAATCATGCGTATCGCTTCTTGCACCAATCTGTCGGTGAAATTGGGAATGCCCAAAGGTCTCTTCTTTTTTTTTCCTGGTTTAGGAATAAAAATTCTCCGGAAAGGGCTGAACCTAAACGTTCCTTTCTTAATTCTGGAAACTAGTTCTTCAATTCTTTGCATACTTATACCGTCTATGGTTTCCTTGTTCGTACCAGCAGTCATGGAACCCTTGTTCTTTTGTAGATTGCCTAATGCTTGGATAAACATTTCTTTTCTACAAAGTAGCGGATATAGGTCATCAAACTTGTGTCCTTGATTACCGATGTTTTCTTGTAATATGTTGCTACGGTTAGATATTCCCTGCAATATCCTAGTGGTGGGAAGAATTTTTTCAGTGAATACCAATTCTAATTGTTTTTTTCGACTTCGTTTTCTAGCTGCTTCGGCTTTTTTTTCCGCACTAGTCTTATTTTTTTTTGTAATCATCATATTAAAAGAAGTTTTCCTTGATATCTGTACCGTCCTTTCATAAATTCACCTTCATGTGCCTGTGCTTTCTTAATCCCAACCCTATTCGGGCGATGTTCATGTTCCTTTTTTTAAGATTAAATCTTCGTTTGCCTACTCATTTTACAACTCAATTTAAGTTAGCCAAATGTCTATGGCATACAGTCAGCCGTCACCCGAGGGATAACATCAGACTAACTTAATTCACTGTCCTAGCCCCTACCTGTTCAACAACAGTTTAGGCCTCTCCTGGCATAGCCCCCTTTTACGGAAAACCTTAGCCAGCAACCGTTTTCACGGTATCCGCTGATTCACGATAATATCATTGCCTCTCAAGGGTAGTGCTTAGTATGGGGGAGGAAAAATTAAAGAGCAGAGATGCACCCCCCCTCGGGCTTCTAACTTGAGTTACCACCCCCCTCGGGCTTCTAACTCGCGTTGCCACCCCTCTCGTCTCCAATTCCTTTAATCTGGTGGAATCTGGTCACCAAACACTGGAAAACGTTATCATTACAGAACCCTCCAAGTATGAGGAAGAGTATAACACTTTAGGATCAAATCTTTTCCCTTTTTTAATGAGGCATCCTTCGATGGCATGCTATGGTCCCCCTAGGATTTCTCCTTCATGTTCATGTTTATATTCGTTTGTGTGTCAAAAGCGTACTCATTCAGGGTAAGCCACCGAAGTTATGCTCTAGGAACAAAGCATAGGCCAAAAAACCTAGATAATACCGCTATAACAGGCGCGCAAAAACTCTACTTGGTCATTTATGTCGTCATCAATACCGGCAAAAACGTCACGGAAAATTGTACGAGCACCATGCCAAATGTGACCAAAAAAGAATAAAAGTCCAAAGATTAAATGTCCAAAAGTAAACCAACCGCGAGGACTACTACGGAATACACCATCAGATTGTAATGTTGAACGATCAAATTCAAAAATTTCACCTAATTGTGCTTTACGCGCATATTTTTTAACAGTAGCTGGATCGGTAAAAGTTAAACCATTTAATTCACCACCATAGAAAGTAACTGTTACACCTACTTGTTCAATAGAATATTTTGATTCTGCTTTACGGAAAGGTACGTCTGCACGTACAATACCGTCTTTGTCAAGTAAAATAACCGGGAAAGTTTCAAAGAACGTAGGCATACGACGTACATAAAGTTCACGGTTTTCTTGGTCTTTAAATACAGCGTGTCCTAACCAACCTACAGCGATGCCGTCGCCACTGTTCATAGCACCTGTACGGAATAAACCACCTTTTGCTGGGTTATTTCCAATATAATCATAGAATGCTAATTTTTCCGGGATTTTTGACCAAGCTTCTGCTACTGAAGTTGTAGCAGCACTTTGATTTACACGTTTTTGAATTTCTTGTTGGAAGAAACCTTGATCCCACTGATAACGTGTTGGTCCAAATAATTCAATTGGAGTAGCTGCTGAACCATACCACATAGTACCTGCTACTACAAAAGCAGCCCAGAATACAGCCGCAATACTACTAGATAAAACCGATTCAATTGAACCCATAGAAAGTCCAAAATATAAACGAATTGAAGGACGTACACAAAGATGGAATAAACCAGCTAATACACCTAAAATTCCGGCAGCAATATGATGCTAGTGAAAAGTTTATTAGATTTTCACGTGGACTATATCTTCAACCTTTTTCCCCATTCAAGCCTTACAAAGGCATCTTATAAGTCCCCAATACAGAAGTAGAATCTACGCCCTCCTTAGAAGTCTTCCCCACTTATTAGGGCTTTCTTATTATAATATAATAAGTCTAGAATTTCCTTATAGACAATTATAGTAGTTCCTTTTCTTCCTGTTTCTTTTTATTTACAATATTTAACCCTTAAAGGTTAAATATTGTAAATAAAAAGAAACAGGAAGAAAAGGAAGATAGAGCCTCCCTTTTATCAAATACGTTATTTAACCTTTAAGGGTTAAATAACGTATTTGATAAAAGGAAGATAGAGCCTCCCTTTTATCAAATACGTTATTTAACGTTTAAGGGTTAAATAACGTATTTGATAAAAGGGAAGAAAAGGAAGAAAGCCTGGTTTAAGTGCTCAACGATATTTTCTATCTATCATTAAGTTTCTATAAGGAAACTTAATGATAGATAGAAAATTTCGGCAGAACTGCTGCTTGTTTTTTCCTCGGGGGCCCCTAGCCCCAAGTTGGGGCTAGGGGCCCCCGACCATTATAATTAACTATAACTAAGTTATAGTTAATTATAATGGTCGGGGGCCCCTAGCCCCAACTTGGGGCTAGGGGCCCCCGAGGAAAAAACAAGGAAAGAAGCAGCGCAGCGGAAAGAGCATCGGCGTTTAAAGAAGAACAGCCGGTTTCACAGAAGCAGCGGCAGAAGAAAACGCTTGGGCTCGTAGGCCGCCCTTCTGCGGCTCGGGGGCCCCAGCCCCAAGTTGGGGCTGGGGCCCCCGACCTACGAGGGGAACCACCAGCAGTTCTTATTAGGAGTGGGCCCCCTCTTACTTAACTTAACTTAACTTAACTTAACTTAACTTAACTTAACTTAACTTAACTTAACTTAACTTAACTTAACTTAACTTAACTTAACTTAACTTAACTTAACTTAACTTAACTTAACTTAACTTATAAGACTTCCTATTATAATTAATTATAAGGAACTTATAATTAATTATAATAGGAAGTCTCCTAAGGAAGACGTCCGGGGCCTTATCAGGGCTGATAAGGGCCTCTTACCTTATAATTAGAAGGCAGGGGCCTCCAGTAGACACGGCGGCCTTCTAAGGCCTGGGCCCCACCCATCTATTCCTCCCGATTTTTACTTCGGCGTAGCATAGGAACACCTTAATTGGTCAAAAGAAGCACTCGTAATAGAAACTGCCTTAACCGTAAAAGGAAAAGGAAAAGGGTAAATAGAGAAAGCGCCTCTTTTAGACCTATCCCTACAGTCAGCGATTTGTCGCTCTTTCTTCCAAAACCTACTTGCTAAAAAGGGAAAACGTGGTTCGTTGTAATCTTATCTTTTAGCAGTTTCTCTCTTTTTTACTAGTCCCTCCTTCTACTTAACTTATAAAACTTCCTTTTTTCATCTACTTTAAACTATAAGGGTTAAATATTGTAGACGAAAAAAGGAAATAAGTTAATTATAAGAGGCTCTTATTACGTTAAGTATTATAACGTCTCATATAACGCCTTATAATTATAAGGCTTCCCTTTTTTCAAATACGAGATTTAACCAGGTTAAATATCGTATTTGAAAAAAGGGAAGAAGGGGCTTTCCTGCTTCCTCGTAGAAGCAGCCGGGGTGGTCGGGGGCTCTTCCTTGTTTTTTCCCCTTAAAACTAAGTATAGTCAGACTATACTTAGTTTTAAGGGGAAAAAACAAGGAAGAGCCCCCGAGCCTACGAGGAAGCAGGAAAGCCCTGATCTTCCTTAGTTCCTATTATAATTAATAATAAGGAAAATTAATTATAATAGGAACTAAGGAATAAAGTGGTCGTAGACTTATAAGATAAGACCCCGGTCGGGGCGGTTTGTCCTTGTTTTTTCCTCGGGGGCCCCTAGCCCCAAGTTGGGGCTAGGGGCCCCCGACCATTATAATTAACTATAACTTAGTTATAGTTAATTATAATGGTCGGGGGCCCCTAGCCCCAACTTGGGGCTAGGGGCCCCCGAGGAAAAAACAAGGAAAGAAGCAGCCGGTGGTCTCGTCCTGCAGCCACCTGCTGGGAGCAACCGCAGCAGGGCTGCTCTTTGGGCTCGTAGGCCGCCCTTCTTTACCCTCGATGGCTGGTGTTGCCAGCGACCCACCCTTGGTTTTTCCCATTAAAACTAATTATATTTAAATAGAATTAGTTTTAATGGGAAAAATCAAGGGTGGCTCTTCCTTGGTTTTCTCCCTCCTACCCTACGGCTCCGGCTTAAAACTAAGTATAGACCGAAGGGGTCTAGCTATACTTAGTTTTAAGCCGGAGCCGTAGGGTAGGAGGGAGAAAACCAAGGAAGAGCCATGAACCCCGAAGGAGGAGAATTTTTACTATTATAAATAAGTTTAGTCTAACTAAACTTATTTATAATAGTAAAAATTCCTAGAAGAACCCCTGCCTAACCCTGTAGGGAGGGACAGTTAAAAAATAGAGAATGCCTCTATGGAGGAAAAATAAAGACTGTAGCTGATTGAAGGTATAATAAGAATATGCCCTCGAAACAGGACATAACTAAAATTTAATTAGATTATTTATAAATGTTTGATTAGAAACCAAACCACATATGTGTTAAAAATTGTTAATGGATTCAGCTAATTTCAGGAATTTTGGGAGTCTTGCTTCTACTAAATGTTCTTTTTTTTCTCTAGCTAAAACAATACGTTTCCAACGGGAAAAAGCAATCCATTTATTAGTTTTTAAATGAAATTTAGAAAGATATTTAATAATTAACAGTTGTGATTGCAATGAGCTAATTTCAATACGAAAGTTAAATGTTTGGTTTGTTAAATTTTCAGAGAAAGCGGGAGATTGAAATTTGGGTTTTTCACGTATTCTAGCACTAAGTTTTGTAACTTTGGCATTAGATAAAAACAAATCACCAATGTCTTGTAGTATCATTTCGTCAGAAAATAAAGATTTTTGAGTAATATGCATTTTCTGTTTGACCACTTTGCTTATTTTAGAATTTTGATTAGGAGTAGGTGTTGAGAACCTTGCATAAAAACAACCTTCGGCATCAATAAATCCTGCAAGCCATGCCGTATTTAAACTAACAGAAATTCCATTATTAATATCTTGTTGTTTATTGTTAAACATTAAAGGTAAACAACTCGTTTGTGCAGCTTCTTCTACCCACTTATTAAATATAAATCTACGTTTTGGTAAAAGCATATTCCCATTAAACAAAGCAATAATACGTTTAACGTTAGGTTTCGTGTCTACGGTATAAACCCAAAAAACTTTTTCTGTTGAGCTACAAGTCCAGCATCGAACACGCCCAAAACCAAGCATTTTCTTGATCCAAAAAAGAACTTTGGGATCTTTTTGGCCTATTTCAAATAATAGTCGTTTTTTACAATTTGGTGTTTGAGACTTAATACAAAAACAACCATCTCCTTCTGCAAAACCAATAAACCATTCTAAAAAATTGCAATAATACCTACTATTATTTCTTTTAAATTTTTTCATATGAGAAGGTAAATACTCCCAATAATCTCTAAAATTAAATTTTTCTTTATTAATCCTATAGTTTCTAGGAGACTCCAATGCTCTGTCTTGGCTTGGTTGGACTATGTTCAACTTAAAAGGTGCTTTGCGTGTAGTCTCTGAGGATCCTCTATAAAAAAAAAGAGTTTGATATAAAAAAGAATTGTGCAAACGTAAATAAGATTTTCGTTTTATTTTATTTGGACGTTTAGAATATTTTTTGTTAGTAATCATATTTATATATTTTTTTTTAAGTTTCCTGCTGATTGTCTCTACCTAATGATTTTACCAGAAAATTTTTCGTTTCAGGACAATAGGGGTCGCGAGAGGTTCCAGCATATAGCAAAGTTTTATTTTCATCATTTTACAATGAAGCCTGCCCATCGCGTTAAGCAGGAATCCCACCTGGGTTATAGGGATCGAAACCGTCTGCACCCCATGAAGGTGCTACAGGTTGAACACTACCAGTTAAACCATAAGGGTCAGAAACCCATATCCCAGGTCCAAAAACACCTGTAACATGAAAAGCACCAAACCCGAAACAAGCAAGACCTGATAAAAATAAATGAATTCCAAAAATTTTTGGTAAGTCTAATGCTGTTTTCCCTGTACGTGGATCACGGAATAATTCAAGATCCCAGTAGGTCCAGTGCCATACTGAGGCCAAGAACAGTAAGCCTGATAATACAATATGTGATGCAGCGGCACCTTCATAACTCCAAATACCTGGGTTATTTGCGGTTTCACCACTAATTGTCCATCCACCCCATGATTGAGTTACACCTAAACGTGTAAGGAAGGGGAGTACAAACATACCTTGACGCCACATAGGATTTAATACTGGATCTGAAGGGTCAAAAACAGCAATTTCAAATAAAGTCATAGAACCTGCCCATCCGGCTACTAATGCTGTGTGCATTAAATGTACAGAAATTAATCTGCCCGGGTCATTAATTACTACGGTCGAGACTAGAGTATTTTGGATTGAATAGGTGCAATTAGCAATCTATAACGATTACCCTGTCACAGAACCGTACGTGAACCTTTCAGCTCATACGGCTCCTCCCTGTTCTATTAATAGCTAAGCACGCATTATTTCTTCCTGTTTGTTCCTTATTAACTATTGGTGACATGATGTTTTTCGACCAATAGGTTTACGCTCATTACTAAACGTTCCGGTTTATACCTGACACAGACATACATTCATTTTGTCCTAATATATATATATGTCAGGTCTTCTTCATAAATTTAGTTTTGTTTTTGGCATAAAATTTCCCTTATAGATTATTCTAATAATCAGTAGATGATATGTCATGTTTCGATTGTTTTGTCAAATATCTTTGTTTAAGATAACCAATCAGGAAGTTTCGAGGCGGAACATTCAGCCTTAAGAGGCCTGGGCTTCCGACTGTGAGCACTCTTTCGAGTCGACCATATTTCATGTCATATCCGGGGCGTTCCCCCCGACATTCGCTACGTGACGGACGTCGCTCCCCAACCTTGGATACGTAGAACCGGAGTTCAGACGGTTTTCTGTAGGTGTAGGTTTCGCGTCTTTATTCTCTTTTATTTAATCTGTTAGTAATCCTTTAGAGCCCTTCTAGACACCCGTTTTCTTCCCCGCTAAGTTTTGGGTACACAACCTAACTTGAATATAGTCGAATATGTGTTGGGTTATTATTTTAAATGATACGTTCTATAACCCAAAGGCAATGTCGACAGACCAGTTATTACTCTGGTAATTAAACGCCTGGGTTCTTGACCCAGTTTCCTTTGAGGATGCGTGAACGAAGATTCGCTTTCGCTGCTCGTTTTAAGGTAAACCAAGTAGGTTTTACGATTATATTTGTATTACACCGAGTAGGTGTAATACTTTCTTGGGATTTACTATGTTATGAGTACTTTCAGCTTACCGGCTTTTGTCCTAGTAAACCCCCATAACTAGGCACGACGGCGGTACGTCGGGAGGGAATGAGACCCCCTCAGATGAGAACTGTACGCTCGTACGTGTACACGATACCAAGGTAAACCCATAAAAAGAAACTTTTTTTTTTACTTAATTATTTATTATATATTGTTAGATTCTTAAGCTGTAAAAAGAAAAAAAGAAAAGAAGTGCTGTCTACTTACGCAACCTACTTAGGTTTCGGGTCTTATTTTTCTTTTTAGTTTTCTTTTTAGTTTTCTTTTTAGTTTTCTTTTTAGTTTTTAAAAGTGCATTTCTTATGCTGTTCCCCTTACTTAACTTACTTATAAGTAAGTGTCTTACGTCCTGACTTATAAGTAAGCCAGTACGCTTCGCTAAGTAAGTAAGTAAGTAAGTAAGCCAGTACGCTTCGCTAAGTAAGTAAGTAAGTAAGAGAGTAAGTAAGTAACCGAAGGGTAGTAAGCCAGTCCGCTACGCTAAGCCAGTACGCTTCGCTAACCGAAGGGTAGTGGGCCAGTCCGCTTCGCTAAGCCAGTACGCTTCGCTAACCGAAGGGTAGTGGGCCGTCCTCCGCTTTCCCTCCGGTTCTCCACCCCCGGCTGCTTCGCAGAAGGGGCGGCCATCGAGCCCCTTCGGTTTAAAATTAACTATAACCAGGTTATAGTTAATTTTAAACCGAAGGGGTGGAGAAAGGGTTCGATGGCCACCCCCTCGATGGCCGGGGGCGGCCATCGAGCCCCCGGCTGCTTCGCAGAAGGGGCGGCCATCGAGCCCTTCTGCGGTCGGGGGCCCCCAGCCCATACTTGGGGCAGGGGCGCCTCTCCTATGTTTTCTCCACCCCTCCGGTTTTAAACTAAGTATAGCTAGACCCCTTCGGTCTATACTTAGGTTTAAGCCGGAGCCGGAGCCGTAGCCGTAGCCGTAGGGAACGAAGTGGTAGAGGGGAGGGAGGGAGAAAACATAGGAAGAGGGGAAACGCTTCGCTAAGCCAGTACGCTTCGCTAACCGAAGGGTAGTGGCCCTTCTCCACCCCCGGCTGCTTCGCAGAAGGGGCGGCCATCGAGCCCCTTCGGTTTAACATTAACTATAACCTGGTTATAGTTAATTTTAATGGGCTAGGAATTTTTACCATTCTAAATAAGTATAGTCAGACTATACTTATTTAGAATGGTAAAAATTCCTCGCCTTCTGCCTCTTCCCCCTCGATGGCCTCCTTCGGCGGGCGGCCATCGAGCCCCTCTTCCTATGTTTTCTCCCCTCTTTCCCTCCGGTCCCTACGGCTCCGGCTTAAACCTAAGTTTAGCTAGACCCCTTCGGTCTAAACTTAGTTTTAAGCAGGAGCCGGAGCCGTAGGGAACGAAGTGTAAGAGCCGGAGCCGTAGGGTAGGAGGGAGCCGGAGGGTAGGAGGAAAACATAGCCGGACCGAACCGAACCGGACCGGAGCCGGACCGGACCGAACCGGAGGGTAGGAGAGCCGGAGGGTAGAAGGCCGGAGGGTAGAAGGAACCGGAGCCGTAGGGACCGGAGGGAAAGAGGGGAGCCGTAGGGTAGAGCCGGAGCCGGAGGGAACGAAGTGGTAGAGGGAAGGGAACGAAGTGGTAGAGGGAGCCGGACCGGACCGAACCGGAGGGAAGCCGGAGCCGTACCGGAGGGAGCGAAGCGTAAGAGGACGAAGTGGTAGAGGGAAGGCCGGAGGGTAGAAGGCCGGAGGGAAGGAGAGAAGGAAGGGCCGGGGTGGCCTACGAACCCCAGCAGCCGGTTCCCTCTTCCGCTATGAAACAAAGGAGTTGTTTCATAGCGGAAGAGGGGACCGGCTGTTCTTCTTTAAACGCCTAAGAACCCCCTTATAACTAATTATATTCTTACTTATTAGTAAGTTATAATGAGCTTTCGGCTGCATGAAACTAGATGGCCACCTTTAAACAACCACCCGTTCCCGAACCGTACGTGAACCTTACAGCACATACGGCTCTCCAGCAACTCTCTGTCCCCTTTGGGCGTGAACTCCTTTCAACCTATCTTTGGGTTCCACGGGAACTAACCTGTCGTTTACTATTTTTCAACGACAAGGGATCAAAAGAAAGCACACCTCGAGTTACCTGACCCAAATCTATTTTCTGGGCCTCTTCTGGCTCTTAAATGGGTGTTCCTGCCATTAGGCTTTCACACGTAGTCACCAAATTTACGTAGATTGTTGTCGTGATACGTTTTGTAAAATGGATCTGACTTTAGCCAGTCTAGTTTTTTTATGTCTTAAATTGAACCATCGACGTTGAGAAGACCAATTTATTGGCATACCGTTCGATAGGCACGTCCTGCACAAGAACCCATAGGCACATCTGCTGAAGAGATATAGCTTCTTCGCAGGGGTTCCTGGACACCTGTATTATTTACTGTCGTGAAGAAGGCACGAAATCTTCTTCGTCTTAGGCTGTGTAGCTTGTCCCAAATATTTCGTAATTTGTTATTGTATGTCGTAAGAGTTATTTGTTATATAGGATGGCATCACCTTGCACTTTATTGAGCTAAAACCCGCTTTCGTAATATTTGTCGTGTTTGTAACTGGTCTACCCAAAATTAATGCTTTTACCAGAGCTTCGAACCGCTGAATTTCCATAATTCGTGTCGTGTATTGTTTTTGTTTGTTTGTGTACGCAATTCGCTGGTTTCAAATAATTGCCCGTGATTGTATATAATAATATCATTTAAATCACACTAAAAACTCGCACTATATCTTTCTTAGGAGCAGCCTTCTAAGTAAGTTTAGTTAGACCGAAACCGGTGCAAGAACTGCTCTTTGCTGGACTTACTTAGAAGGGTGCTCCTTCCCTTCTTTGTTTCATAGCCGAAGAGCAGGCCCCTATACTTAAAGGGTTAGTTCCTTTTAGATTTCACTATACTTAAGTATAGTGAAATCTAAAAGGAACCCCAGAGTACGAAGAACAGCAGGAGGAAGACCTTTCAGTCTCTGGGTCATAGACCAGCTAACCCCTTCTAGAAGAACAGAAGAAAGGTCAGCTGTTCTATGCTGCCCCCCTCTCTTCCCGTAAGAAGGGCCGTTAGAGGTGGCACCCCAGCCTTAGCAGGGGCCCTTATAGGATGGGCCCCGTTCAGTCCTTACTGAAAGTAAAGAGCCGTGCTCTGTATCCTTGAAGTCTTCTAGAAGAACGAATCCTGCCTTTCCTGAATAGCCGTTATAGAAGACCCCCTCGTACTAGGAAGAAGGGCGGTCGGGGGGGCCCCAGCCCATACTATGGGCTGGGGCCCGTCCTTTCTCCTACCCTCCGGCTTAAAACTAAGTATAGTCTGACTATACTTAGTTTTAAGCCGGAGGGTAGGAGAAAACCAAGAGAGAGCCGTAGGGGACCCCAGCCCATACTTGGGGCTGGGGCCCCCGAGCCTACTCCCGCCGTAGGAAAAAACATAGGCGGCGAAGCCGCCCTACTGCCGGCAGAAGGGCTGCTTCGCTGCCCTTTCTGCCGAGGGACTGGGCCCTAGAGCCCTTTGTCCTGCTCTTCGGCTATGAAACAAAGGAAGACCCTTTTAGTAGGTTACGTATTCTAATTAAGTATAACTAACTAGACTTAATTAGAATACGAAACTTTCCTCTCGTATGCCGGGCCCTTTCACGAAGTTTCTTATTCCCCTATAGGAAAACTAATAAAAAATTCGCCAAAACCCCCATCGGAAAGGGCAGACCTGAGGTTGTAGGTCGCGAAGCCGGTTTCGCGTCTTCCCCTCGTAGGCCGCAGAAGGGTCGGGGGGCTCTTCCTTGGTTTTTCCCCTTAAAACTAAGTATAGCTAGACCCCTTCGGTCTATACTTAGTTTTAAGGGGAAAAACCAAGGAAGAGCCCCCCGAGCGGCCTACGAGACTGAAAGGTCCAGAGCACCGCTTTCCCCTCTTCCTATGTTTTTCCCCTTATAATTAACTATAACAAAGTTATAGTTAATTATAAGGGGAAAAACATAGGAAGAGGGGAAAGCGGTTCCCTACGGTGCTATGAAAGGCTCGGGGCAGCACCGGCCCCTCCTATTTAGGAAGCACCCGAAAAGAAGGGTTGGGACTGATAAGGTCCCCCAGAGGTTCAGTCCCGGGACCATATCAGTCCCCCAGGAAGAGCTGCTTTTATTCGAAGATGAAGAACCCCTACGGAAGGGGGCTCGTCCCGTGTTTTCAGTTACCTCGGACTTCGGACAGGAACACCCTTAGTAAGGGCTGCTGGGTCTTAAAGACAGCGAAAAAACCCTTAGATAAGGGCTGGTTCTTTAAAACAGCAAAACGGAACACCCGTAGGGGTTGACATCCTGCAGGGGCTCGGATCTCATCAGCCGGTTTCCCTTAAAGTGTTCTACTCCCTCTCCCTCTTTTCCCTCCTACGGCTCTTTTTTAAGCAGAAGAGCGGCTCCTTCGGCGCGCAGCGGGGGAAGGGGCTGCTTCGCTGCAAGAAACCCGGGCTCCTTCGGCGAGCAACCGCAAGAACCGCTCTTCTTGTGCGGAGCAACCGGTCTTCTTGGGCGGAGCACCCGCCGGTTGCTCCGCCCAAGAAGACCGGTTGCTCCGCACAAGAAGACCGGTGCTTCTTAACTTAATAAGATGCAGCTGCTTCTTTTAAAGGAAAGCTCAGCAGTAGCAGCTCTGCTTGCAGCCCCTAAAAGACGGGTGCTGCTAGCACCTATCCAGGTTTAGCTCTACCTTCTTTAGATTTTAACCCCCATAGGTAAAAAGCTAAAGAAGGGGCCCATGACTTACTTATAAGTAAGGTGCGCCCCTCTGAGTAGGGGGAAGGGCCTCTAAAATAGGAAGGTTCTTATATATCATAAGATTTAATAAGGTGTTTATTGTAAAATTATATCATTAATAAAAGATTTTAGAAAACTGCGTTTGAAAAAGCCTACCTGCTACATAAAAAAACCAAGTAGGTAATAGAAGGTTGCCCTTCGTTCCCTTTTTGTATTACGGGGTCGTACTTACTTACTTACTTACTTATAAGACGAACCCTTCTTCCTTTGTTTGGAGGGGAGCCTTTTAAAGGTGCGGAGCAACCGGTCTTCTTGGGGTTCGAGGGCCACCCCCGGGCCTCCTTCTTTCCTTGTTTTTTCCCATTAAACCTAAGTATAGCTAGACCCCTTCGGTCTATACTTAGTTTTAATGGGAAAAAACAAGGACAGGGCGGCCATCGAGCCCCTTCTGCTGGCCATCGAAGGGGCGGAGCACCCGCCGGGTGCTCCGCTCCTTCGATGGCCCCTCGCTGGCCCCTCGCTGGCCGGGGTGGCTCGGGGGCCCCAGCCTTGGGGCTGGGGCCCCCGAGCCATCGAAGGGGCTCGATGGCCGCCCTTCTACCGAAGCAGCCATCGAGGGGCCATCGAACCCAGCAGAAGGGGCTCGATGGCCGCCCTGTCCTTGTTTTTTCCCATTAAAACTAAGTATAGACCGAAGGGGTCTAGCTATACTTAGGTTTAAGGGGAAAAAACAAGGAAAGAAGGAGGCCCGGGGGTGGCTCGGGGGTTGGGGGCCCCCAGCCCCTACTTGGGGCTGGGGGCCCCCGAGCCCCAGCCTTGGGGCTGGGGCTCGGGGGCCCCCGAGCCCCAAGTAGGGGCTGGGGGCCCCCAACCCCCGAGCCACCCCCAAGCGGTTGCTTTCCTCCGCTTTCCCTCCGGCTTTCCCATCGTAGGCCACCCCGGCCCTTCTTCCCGCCGGCTTGTTTTTTCCCATTAAAACTAAGTTTAGCTAGACCCCTTCGGTCTAAACTTAGTTTTAAGGGGAAAAAACAAGAGAGAGGGGAAAGCCCCTTATAATTTACTATAACTTAGTTATAGTAAATTATAAGGGGCTAGGAATTTTTCCCATTATAAATAAGTATAGCTAGACCCCTTCGGTCTATACTTATTTATAATGGGAAAAATTCCGTCCTTGTTTTTTCTCGGGGGCCCCTAGCCCCAAGTTGGGGCTAGGGGCCCCCAACCCTTATAAATAATTATAAGGAACTTATAATTAATTATAAAGGGAAAAAACAAGGGTTCGATGGCCACCCCCTCGATGGCCTCCTTCGGCGGGCGGCCATCGAGCCCCGGCCATCGAGGGGAAAGCCTTCTGCCTCTTCCTATGTTTTCTCCACCCCTTCGGTTTATAATTAACTATAACAACGTTATAGTTAATTATAAACCGAAGGGGTGGAGAAAACATAGGAAAGGCCGCAGAAGGGCGGCCTACGAGCCCGGAGGGAAAGCGGTGCTCTGGACCTTTCAGTCTCTTCCTTCGATGGCTAGGGGGCCCCAGCCCCAAGGCTGGGGTCCCCTACGGCTCTCTCTTGGTTTTTCCCCTTAAAACTAAGTATAGACCGAAGGGGTCTAGCTATACTTAGTTTTAAGCCGGAGCCGGAGCCGTAGGGAGCGAAGCGTAAGAGGGGAGGGAGAAAGGACGGGCTTTTCCTTGGTTTTTCCTCGGGGGCCCCTAGCCCCAAGTTGGGGCTAGGGGCCCCCGAGGAAAAACCAAGAACGGGCTTGGGGGCCCCTGCCCCAAGTTGGGGCTAGGGGCCCCCGACCCCTGCCCCAAGTATGGGCTAGGGGCCCCCGACCCCCAGCCCCACGTATGGGCTGGGGGCCCCCAACCCCCGACCACCCCGGCCATCGAGGGGAAAGATCCATTTAAATGAACTATAACCTACTAAGTTATAGTTCATTTAAATGGATCTTTCCAAGCCGGAGCCGGAGGGAACGAAGTGGTAGAGGGAAGGGCCGCCCCGGCCTACGAGCCGGAGGGAAGGAGAGCACAAGAAGACCGGTTTCCCTGCACCCCTCTCCTTCTCGTACCCTTTACTCTTATGTAAGTTTTATAGCAGAAGAGGGCTTTCCCCTCTTCCAAGCACCGCTTTCCCCTCTCTCTTGTTTTTTCCCATTATAAATAAGTTTAGACCGAAGGGGTCTAGCTAAACTTATTTATAATGGGAAAACCCAAGGAAAGGCCGGGGCTCTCTGTAGGTTTTTCCCATTAAAATGAACTATAACTTAGTTATAGTTCATTTTAATGGGAAAACCCAAGCCGGACCGAACCGAACCGTAGGGAAGGAGAGCCGGACCGGACCGGAGCCGGACCGGAGGGTAGCCGGACCGGCCCGGAGCCGGAGCCGTAGGGAACGAAGTGTAAGAGCCGGAGCCGTACCGGAGCCGGAGCCGTAGGGAAGGAGGGAGGGAGGCGAAGCTAGAGAGGGGAGGGGAGAGCCGGACCGAAGGGTAGCCGGAGCCGTAGGGACCGGAGGGGTAGAGGAGAGGACCGTAGGGAAACCGGAGCCGTAGCCGTAGGGTAGGAGGGAGGGAGCCGTAGGGTAGAGCCGGACCGGACCGGAGGGAACGAAGTGGTAGAGGAGCCGGACCGGACCGGACCGGAGGGTAGCACCCGCCGGTTGCTCCGCCCCTTCGATGGCCAGAAGCAGGGGTGGTCGGGGGGCCCCAGCCGCCCCCCCCCGAGCCCCAGCCTTGGGGCCCCCGAGCCCTCGTACCCCCGTAGCCGTACCGGACCGGAGGGACCGAAGGGTAGCAGAGCGTAAGAGGCCGAAGGGTAGCAGAAAGAGAGAGGACGAAGTGGTAGAGGGAACCGGACTTGGGGGCCCCCAGCCCATAGTAGGGGCTGGGGCCCCGGAGGGTAGGAAGGAGGCCGCCGTAGGGGATAGGGTAGCGAAGTGGTAGAGGGAGCCGGACCGGACCGGAGCCGAAGCCGTAGCCGTAGCCGTAGCCGTAGGGAACGAAGTGGTCTACCCGGACCGGACCGGAGGGTAGGAGAGGAACCGAAGGGTAGGAGCCGTAGGGGAGGGGAGGGAGAGCCAGAGCCGTAGGGACTCGGGGGCTCGGGGGCCCCCAGCCCATAGTATGGGCAGGGGCCCCCCAGCCCATAGTATGGGCTGGGGTCCCCTACGGCTCTCTCTTGGTTTTCCTCCTTCCCTCCGGCTCTACCACTTCGTTCCCTCCGGTCGGGGGCCCCTAGCCCCAACTTGGGGCTAGGGGCCCCCGAGCTCCGGCTTAAAACTAAGTATAGACCGAAGGGGTCTAGCTATACTTAGTTTTAAACCGGAGGGGTGGAGAAAACCAAGAACGGGCTTTTCCTTGGTTTTTCCCATTAAAATGAACTATAACTAAATTATAGTTCATTTTAATGGGAAAAACCAAGGACGGGCCCCTGCCCCAAGTCTGGGCGGGGCCGCCTTCGGTCTAGGGGCCCCCGACCCCCAGCCCATAGTATGGGCTGGGGGCCCCCAACCCCCGACCGGAGGGAAAGAGGGAAGGCCGGACCGGACCGAACCGGACCGGAGCCGTAGCCGTAGGGAACGAAGTGGTCTACCCGGACCGGACCGGAGGGTAGGAGAGGAACCGAAGGGTAGGAGCCGTAGGGGAGGGGAGAGGAGAGCCGGAGCCGTAGGGACCGGAGGGAAAGAGGGAAGGCCGGACCGGAGCCGTAGCCGTAGGGAGCGAAGCTAGAGAGGGGAGGGAGGGAGAGAAGGAAGGAAGGAAGGGCTGCTTTGCAGAAGGGGCGGCCATATAGCCCCTTCGGTTTTAATCTAAGTTTAGCTAGACCCCTTAGGTCTAAACTTAGTTTAAAGCCGGAGCCGTAGCCGGACCGGACCGAACCGGAGGGAAGGAGACGAAGTGGTAGAGGAGCCGGACCGGACCGAAGCCGGAGCCGTACCGGAGGGAGCGAAGCTCTGTCGGCCGAAGGGTAGCAGAGCGTAAGAGCCGGACCGGACCGGAACCGTAGGGTAGGAGGGAGAGCAGGAGCCGTAGGGACTCGGGGGGGGCCCAGCCCATACTATGGGCTGGGGGACCCCGAGCCCCAGCCCATAGTATGGGCTGGGGCTCGGGGTCCCCCAGCCCATAGTATGGGCTGGGGCCCCCCGACCGGAGGGAAAGAGGGAAGGCCGGACCGGAGGGTAGCCGGAGGGTAGAAGGCCGGAGGGTAGAAGGCCGGACCGGACCGGAGGGAAGCCGGAGCCGTAGGGAGGGAGCCGTAGGGTAGAAGGGAGAGCCGGACCGAAGGGTAGCCGGAGGGTAGAAGGAAGGAAGGGAGGGGAGAGCCGGACCGGACCGAAGCCGGAGCCGTAGGGGACCGGAGGGAAAGAGCCGGAGCCGTACCGAAGGGGAGGAGACGAAGTGTAAGAGGGGAGGGGAGAGCCGGACCGGACCGAAGGGAACGAAGTGGTAGAGGAGCCGGACCGGACCGGAGGGAAGGAGAGCCGGACCGGACCGTAGGGAAGCCGGAGGGTAGAAGGCCGGAGGGTAGAAGGAACCGGAGCCGTAGGGACCGGAGGGAAAGAGCCGGACCGGACCGTAGGGAAGGAGAGCCGGAGCCGGAGGGAGCGCAGCGTAAGAGGGAAGGGAGGCCGTAGCCGGAGGGGCGGAACGAAGTGGTAGAGGGAAAACTTACCTAAGAGAGAGCCGTAGGGTAGGGGGGGGTGGTCGGGGGCCCCAGCCCCAAGGCTGGGGTTGGGGGCCCCTGCCTATACTTGGGGCAGGGGCTCCCGAGCCCCCGAGCCATCGAACCCGAAGGAGAGCCCTCCTTCTTGGAGTTAATAAGAGGGAAAACTTACTTATAAGTAAGAGCCGGTATAGACCAAGAAAGAAATGCGGGGGCCGTAGAAGTATTTAGACTCCATTTACTTAGCGAAGCGTTTCCTTTCTCCACCCCTTCGGTTTAAAATGAACTATAACCAGGTTATAGTTCATTTTAAACCGAAGGGGTGGAGAAAGGACGGTCGGGGGCCCCAGCCCATACTTGGGGCTGGGGCTCGGGGGCCCCCAGCCCCAACTATGGGCTGGGGGCCCTTCCTTGGTTTTATCCACCCCTTCGGTTTAAAATGAACTATAACTTAGTTATAGTTCATTTTAAACCGAAGGGGTGGATAAAACCAAGGAAGAGCCCGTCCTTTCTCCCTCCCCTCTTACGCTTCGCTCCCTACGGCTCCGGCTCCGGCTTAAAACTAAGTATAGCTAGACCCCTTCGGTCTATACTTAGTTTTAAGCCGGAGCCGGAGCCGTAGGGAGCGAAGCGTAAGAGGGGAGGGAGAAAACCAAGAGAGAGCCGTAGGGGACCCACTAACCTTCGGTTAGCGAAGCGTACTGGCTTACTTATAAGAGATGGTTCGGGCCATTCTTCCTTTAAAGAAGGCCTACTCTTTAAAACATAAGAAGGGGCTCTTATAGAGGCTCGGGGGCCCCAGCCCCAAGTATGGGCTGGGGCCCCCGACCCTTCCAGCAGGATCTCCAAAGGAAGAGGGGGACTCTTCTCTTATAAGTAAGTAAGAGGCTCGGGGGCCCCAGCCCCAAGTATGGGCTGGGGCTCTTCCTTGGTTTTTCCCCTTAAAACTAAGTATAGTCTGACTATACTTAGTTTTAAGGGGAAAAACCAAGGACGGGCCTCCAGCCCCAAGTATGGGCTGGGGGCCCCCAACCCCCGACCCTTCAAAAAAGGGACGACTCCTAATAAGAAGGGGCCCACTCTTCTCTTACTTATAAGAGGCTCGGGGGCCCCAGCCTTCTGCCAAGTATGGGCTGGGGCCCCCGACCCTTCAAACCTTTAAAGCAGAAGAACCGGACTCTATAAGAGGGTATACCTCTTAGAAGTAGCTTCTCCCGGTCCTTCCCTCAAGCCACTTATAAGTAAGTAAGGACTCCACTTATAAGTAACTAAGAAGTTGATTAAGGAGAAGAAGAGCGGTCTTCTGCTTAAAAGATGAGATCCCTCCATAAGGGCACTCCCGATAAAAGTTCTAGACTTACTTACTTAACTTATAAGAAGTTGATTTTTAAAAGGCACCCTCGATGAGATACAGGCCTCCAGAATTAGATAATCCTCTTATAAGTTAAGTAAGAAGTTGATTCTTATTTAGGTCTTATAAGTAAGTAAAAAGCTTCTAAGGCCTCCGGTTCTTAATAAGAACTGCTAGGAAGGGAAAACTTATAATTAAAAGCCGGTCGGGGGGCCCCAGCCCATACTTGGGGCTGGGGTCCCCTACGGCTCTCTCTTGGTTTTCTCCCTCCCTCCTTCCCTACGGCTCCGGCTTAAAACTAAGTATAGACCGAAGGGGTCTAGCTATACTTAGTTTTAAGCCGGAGCTCGGGGGCCCCTAGCCCCAAGTTGGGGCTAGGGGCCCCCGACCGGAGCCGTAGGGAAGGAGGGAGGGAGAAAGGACGGGCCCCCAGCCCCAAGTATGGGCAGGGGCCCCCAACCCCTGCCTTCTGCCAAGTTGGGGCTTTCCTTGGTTTTCCTCTACCCCTCCGGCTCCTTCCCTCCGGTCCGGCTTAAAACTAAGTATAGACCGAAGGGGTCTAGCTATACTTAGTTTTAAGCCGGACCGGAGGGAAGGAGCCGGAGGGGTAGAGGAAAACCAAGGACGGGCTTGGGGGCCCCTGCCCCAAGTATGGGCTAGGGGCCCCCGACCCCCGACCCCCAGCCTTCTGCCAAGTATGGGCTGGGGGCCCCCGACCCCAGCCTTCTGCCAAGTATGGGCTGGGGCCCCCGAGTCCCTACCTATAATAGCTACGGGAGGCCTTCCCATTTATACTTATTAGCCTTATTTACTTAGAAGTAAGAGATGGTTCGGTCCCTTCTTCCTTTTAAGAAGGCCTACTCTTTAAAACATAAGAAGGGGCTCTTATAGAGGCTCGGGGGCCCCAGCCCCAAGTATGGGCTGGGGCCCCCGACCCTTCCAGCAGGCGTAGAAACTGCTGGAAGAGGGGGACTCTTCTCTTATAAGTAAGTAAGAGGCCTTCACGAATCCTAATAAGAAGGGGCTCTTCCTTGGTTTTTCCCATTAAAACTAAGTATAGTCTGACTATACTTAGTTTTAATGGGAAAAACCAAGGACGGGCCCCAGCCCCAAGTATGGGCTGGGGCCCCCGACCCCACTCTTCTCTTACTTAAAAGAGGCTCGGGGGGGGGCCCAGCCCATACTTGGCAGAAGGCTGGGGCCCCCAAGCCCCAGCCCCAAGTATGGGCTGGGGCTCGGGGGCCCCAGCCTTCTGCCAAGTATGGGCTGGGGCCCCCCGACCCTTCAAACCTTTAAAGCAGAAGAAAAGGAGATCCTGCTGGAAGAGGGGGCGTCTACCTCTTCCCGCAAGAACTACATGCCTCCTTCCGAGGGGACTTAACTTATAAGTAGAATCCTCTTCTAAGTAAGCTTGGATCCTTCGGTAAGTTGAAACTTATAAAATAAAAAGCTTATAGCAGGAACTAGGGCTACTCCTTTTTTTAAGGAATGCAATATGGGGACTTAATAAGATAAGAGGGTGCCTTAACCCTCTTATAAGTAAGTAAGTAAGTAAAAGACGGTGTCTATAAAACCTACGGGTTCCTGGCCTGGTCCCGTTTCTTATAGGAATCCTTATTTACTTATAAGCGGTTTCTTATTTAGACTTCGGTTCTTGCAAGAAATCCTCCTCTTATAACTAAGAAGTTGTCTCTACCTCTAAAAGCTTCTGCAGCCAGGCCTCCCTGCTATAAGGCACTTATAGGTAGGACCTCCTCTTATAAGTAAGTAAGTAAGAAGTTGATTCTACCTCTAAAAGCTTCTTAAAGGAAAATGCCAGTTATCTTATTAGGACTTTAAAAATAGATGGCTCCCTTTTCGGCTCTTCCTTCTGGCGCAGAAGGGGCTCGCTTTCTTCGAGAATAACCACAGGCCAAGAACCAATAGAGCTCCATTTCTAATACCCTTTTGTCTATCCCCTCGCTTCTTAAAGGAATAGGAAGAGACGCGGCGAAAAAGTTTAAAGACCACTATAAGGGGAAGTTACAAGCCCTCCTCTTATAGAAGGGCAGTGGGCTCTTCCTTGGTTTTTCGCGTTAAAACTAAGTATAGTCTGACTATACTTAGTTTTAACGGGAAAAACCAAGGAAGGGCTTGGGGGCCCCTGCCCCAAGTTGGGGCTAGGGGCCCCCGACTCTCTCTTGGTTTTTCCCATTAAAATGAACTATAACTAAGTTATAGTTCATTTTAATGGGAAAAACCAAGGAAGGGCTTTTCCTTGGTTTTCTCCCTCCTACCCTCCGGCTCCGGCTTAAAACTAAGTATAGACCGAAGGGGTCTAGCTATACTTAGTTTTAAGCCGGAGCCGGAGGGTAGGAGGGAGAAAGAACGGGCTTGGGGGCCCCTGCCCATAGTTGGGGCTAGGGGCCCCCGACCCCTGCCCCAAGTATGGGCTGGGGGCCCCCGACCCCCAGCCCCAAGTTTGGGCTGGGGGCCCCCGACCCCACCCCCAAGGCTGGGGCTCGGGGGCCCCAGCCCCAAGTATGGGCTGGGGCCCCCCGACCAGTACCCTTCGTACTTAAAAGACCCCTTCTAATAAGTCCCCTTCGGGAAGTAAGAGCCGGTCTCTACCTCTTATAGCGGCAGAAGAGACCGCATAGAGCGGAGGGCCGGCCTTGCCGGTTTCCCAGAGGTTGGGCCGGCGTTGCAGGTTTCCCAGATCTAAGTAAGAGGATCCAGCTCCTGCTCTTCTAGGTAGGAGCAGGACTCGGACTAGCCCTACTAATAAGAGGGGTTTGCGCGGGCGCTCCTAAAAGGGGCGCGCCTGCTCTTACATATAAGTAACCGAAGGGTAGTGGGCCAGTGGACCGTAGGGTACTGGCTGGCTGTAAGACCATTCTTTTGCACTTTTGCTATGAAGAGGGGAAAGAATCCTGCTCTTCCTTCTAGGTAGGAGCAGTCGCCGAATTCCTGCTATAAGAGTAGTACGGTGCTCTTCTTCTGCGGCACAGTTCCTAAAGAAGCTCTTAAAATTCCTTACTTATAAGTAAGTACCCTACTGGGCTTCAGCTCCTGCTCTTACTTACTGATAAGTAAGTAGGAGCAGGGCTCTTACTTATAAGAAATTCTTCCTAACCTAATAAGAGTAAGCTCTTAACTCTTCATCTAGAAGGAGGGGGCCTTTTCTTATTAGGAAGGGCGCGAACTGCTCTTACTTATAAGGAAGCCCGAAGGGGAGTCCCCGGGACTCTATAGGACGCTTCGCAAGAACTGCTACTTACTTATAAGTAAGTAAGAGGTAGCATTTGGTGCTTACTTTGGTGCAGCATTTTTGCGGGGAGGCCTGCTCTTACTTATAAGTAGGGGCACCGTTCCTGCTATAAGAGGAGCAGTTCTTGCTCTTATAAGTAAGTAAGTAAGTAAGTTAAGTAAGAAATTCCATACTTATAAGTTAAGCCAGTACGCTTCGCTAACCGAAGGGTAGTGGGCCTTCTCTACCCCTCGATGGCCGGAAGAAGGGCGGGTTCGATGGCTCGGGGGGCCCCAGCCCATACTATGGGCTGGGGCCCCCGAGCCCCAGCCCATAGTATGGGCTGGGGCTCGGGGGCCCCAGCCCATACTATGGGCTGGGGCCCCCCGAGCCATCGAACCCGCCCTTCTTCCAAGCAGGCCTCTCCCTACCCTACGGCTCTCTCTTAGGTAATTTTTCTCCACCCCCTATATGGCCTCCTTCTTTCCTTGTTTTTCTCCGCCCCCTATATGGCCGCAGAAGGGGTTGGGGGCCCGTCCTTGTTTTTTCGGCCCCTAGCCCCAAGTTGGGGCTAGGGGCCCCCGACCCTTAAACCTAAGTATAGACCGAAGGGGTCTAGCTATACTTAGGTTTAAGGGTCGGGGGCCCCTAGCCCCAACTTGGGGCTAGGGGCCGAAAAAACAAGGAAAGCCCCAACTTGGGGCTAGGGGCCCCCGAGCGGCCATATAGCCCCTCCGGTTTTAAACTAAGTATAGCTAGACCCCTTCGGTCTATACTTAGGTTTTAGCCGGACCGGACCGAAGGGTAGCCGGAGCCGTAGGGACCGAAGGGTAGCAGAGCGTAAGAGGGAAGGGAGCCGGAGGGGTAGAGGAAAAACAAGGCCAGGGCGGCCATATAGCCCCTTCGGTTTAAAATTTTAGCTAGACCCCTTCGGTCTAAACTTAGTTTTAAACCGAACCGGAGCCGGAGGGTCGGAGGGGAGGGAGAAAACATAGCCGGACCGAACCGGACTCGGGGGCTCGGGGGCCCCCAGCCCCAAGTTGGGGCAGGGGCCCCCAACCCCAGCCCCAAGGCTGGGGCTCGGGGGCCCCCAGCCCCAAGGCTGGGGCCCCCAACCCCCAACCGGAGCCGGACCGGAGCCGTAGCCGTAGGGAACGAAGTGTAAGAGCCGGAGCCGTAGCCGGAGGGAGCGAAGCGTAAGAGCCGGAGGGTAGGAGGGGAGGGGAGAGAACCGGAGGGTCGGAGCCGTAGGGGAGAGGAGACGAAGTGGTAGAGGAGCCGGACCGGACCGGAGCCGGAGCCGGACCGGAGGGTAGCCGGAGCCGTACCGAAGGGGAGGAGACGAAGTGGTAGAGGGAAGGAACCGGAGCCGTAGCCGTCCCGGAGCCGTAGCCGTAGGGACTCGGGGGGCCCCAGCCCATACTATGGGCTGGGGGCCCCCGAGCCCCAGCCCATAGTATGGGCTGGGGCCCCCGAGCCCATAGTATGGGCTGGCCCCCCCCCGACCGAAGGGTAGCAGAAAGAGAGAGCCGGAGGGAAGTAGGGGAGTGGAGGGAGGGAGCCGTAGGGTAGGGAGAGGAGAGCCGGACCGGACCGGAGCCGTACCGGACCGAACCGGAGCCGGAGGGAAGAAGGGACCGTAGGGGAGAGGAGAGCCGGAGCCGTAGGGAACGAAGTGGTCTACCCGTACCGGACCGAAGCCGGAGCCGTAGGGACCGGAGGGAAAGAGCCGGAGCCGTACCGGAGCCGGAGCCGTAGGGAAGGAGGGAGGGAGGCGAAGCTAGAGACGGGAGGGGAGAGCCGGAGCCGTAGGGAACGAAGTGGTCTACCCGGACCGGACCGAAGCCGGAGCCGTAGGGAACGAAGTGGTCTACCCGGACCGGACCGAAGCCGGAGCCGTAGGGAACGAAGTGGTAGAGCCGGAGCCGTACCGAAGCCGGAGCCGTAGGGAAGGAGGGAGGGAGACGAAGTGGTAGAGGGGAGGGGAGAGCCGGACCGGAGGGTAGCCGGAGCCGTAGGGAACGAAGTGGTAGAGGGAAGGAAGAGACCGCCGTAGGGGAGAGGGTAGGAGGCCGTAGGGAAAGCCGTAGGGACCGGAGGGTAAGAGCCGTAGGGAAGGAGGCCGTAGGGAAAGCCGTAGGGACCGGAGGGTAAGAGCCGTAGGGAAGGAGGCCGTAGGGGATAGCCGGACCGGAGGGTAGCCGGAGCCGGAGCCGTCCCGGACCGGAGGGACCGAAGGGTAGCAGAGCGTAAGAGGCTCGGGGGCCCCAGCCCCAAGGCTGGGGCCCCCGACCGAAGGGTAGCAGAAAGAGAGAGGCCGAAGGGTAGCAGAAAGAGAGAGCCGGAGCCGTAGGGACCGAAGGGTAGCAGAAAGAGAGAGCCGGAGCCGTAGGGAACGAAGTGGTAGAGGGGAGGGGAAGGGAGAGACGGACCGGAGGGTAGGAGAGAAGGAAGGAACCGGAGCCGTAGGGACCGGAGGGAAAGAGGGGAGCCTAGGGTAGAGCCGGACCGGAAGGAACCGGAGCCGGAGGGGCGGTAGGAGGGGAGAGAACCGGAGGGTAGGAGCCGTAGGGAAAGCCGTAGCCGTACCGGACCGGAGGGACCGAAGGGTAGCAGAAAGAGAGAGGCTCGGGGGGGGGCCAGCCCATCCTCTGGGCTGGGGCCCCCGAGCCACAGCCCAGAGGATGGGCTGGGGCTCGGGGGCCCCAGCCCAGAGGATGGGCTGGGGCTCGGGGGCCCCAGCCCAGAGGATGGGCTGGGGTCGGGGGCCCCAGCCCAGAGGATGGGCTGGCCCCCCGACCGAAGGGTAGAAGAAAGAGAGAGGCTCGGGGGGGGGCTCGGGGGCCCCTGCCCATAGGATGGGCAGGGGCCCCCCAGCCCATCCTATGGGCTGGGGCTCGGGGGGACCCAGCCCATAGGATGGGCTGGCCCCCCGACCGAAGGGTAGCAGAAAGAGAGAGCCGGAGCCGAACCGGACCGGAGGGAAGAGGCTCGGGGGCCCCAGCCCCAAGTTGGGGCTGGGGCCCCCGACCGCCGTAGGGGAAAGGGTAGCAGAAAGAGAGAGGGGAGGGGGGGGGGAAGGGAGCCGTAGGGTAAAGAGAAAGCCGAAGGGCTTACTTACTTATAAGAACCGAAGGGTAAGACACCACAAAAACAACGACCAAGACCAGGACCAGAAAGACCACACGACCACCAGCGTAAGCGCTTAAGGATAAGAGACAGCAAGAGGGGGGAAAGAAAGGAAAAAAGGAAAGAAGGAAAGAAGGAAAGAAGGGAAAGAAGGAAAAGAAGGGAAAACCGGAGGGTAAGAGAAAAGGAAAAGGAAAAGGGCAAAAGGGGGGGTCGGGGGTTGAGGGCCCCAGCCCATACTATGGGCTGGGGCCCCCGAGCCCCAGCCCATACTATGGGCTGGGGGGCCCCTGCCACAACTCTGGGACCCTTCGGTCTAGGGGCCCCCGAGCCCCCGAGCCTTTATTACTTTTAGTAGGGGAAGGGCGGTCATGGTTTCGACCCCGCCCATTAGAATTAACAAGAACGAAGATATAGTTAATTAGAAGGGTAAAAACAAAGAGAGCAGCACCGAAGGGCGTATAAGAAAGAAGGGAAGGGTAAGAGAGACGACGAGCAACGACCGCCACCACCAGCTAGAGAGGCTAAGTATAATAGAAACGAGAAAGAGGCCTAAGGATAAAACAACAACCACAAGGGAGCGTAAGGGGATAAGTAAAAGAGAAACAAAGGAAGGCTAGCCACAAGCGTTAGCGGCAACCACCAGCTCACCAGCGTTAGAGCCAAGGGTTAGCGCCTACAAGCGTTAGGGGCTAAAACCTAAAGGGGTAAGAGGGGGGAAAGGGTAGAAAAAAGGAAAGAAAGAAAAGGTAACACGGAAAGGATAAGCGGGGGTTTTCTAGAAAGAGCCGAAAGGAAAGCGAAGGGGAGAAAAGAAAAGGCGTTAAGAGGAAGGTCAAATAGACGAGAGTTAATAAAGTAGGAATAGGTGCAATAAGCATACTATTATGATTACACTGTCAAAGAACCGTACGTGAACCTTTCAGCATATAAGGCACCCTCCTGTTCTATTAATAGCTACTTTAAAGGCGAGGGGTAAAGATTATAAATAGTAGTCTGGTACAACTAAAATTCCGAGCAAGTAAAATTTACGAAAGTAGTGAGCGTTACTTGATGGAATAGTCGTTCTTCTTATGGCAGGGTGACTTACATAAAGGTACGAGATTGTGTTTCCACCGATTGGGACAAATAAGGTGAAGTACATATTGGAAGGGGGGTTAATGTCTAGTCGTTTTCGACTTTTTAGGAGCCGCCACAGAAGCCGTTCAAAGGTACTGTAACCTCCTCAACGTGATTTGCCGAGCAGACTATTTGGGGCGCTTCTGCGTAGAGTTAAGAAGAACTAAGGGTCGGGGGGCCCCAGCCCATACTTGGGGCTGGGGTCGGGGGCCCCAGCCCATACTTGGGGCTGGGGGCCCCCGAGCCCTTCCTTGGTTTTTACCCTTAAAACTAAGTAGAGTCTGACTCTACTTAGTTTTAACGGTAAAAACCAAGGAAGGGCTCGGGGGCCCCCAGCCCCAAGTATGGGCTGGGGCCCCCCGAGCTGAAAGGGAGAAGGAATCATTTAAACCTAATAAGTAAATAAACGTACAAAAAGTAAGTAAATAAACGTCCAAAAAAGTAAATAAACGTGCTCTCTCTTTCCCTCCGGTATAAGGGATTCGAAAGCTCTCTATTTTCCTCCGGTCTAAGGGCAACTTCCTAATAAGAATGGCTGCTCTTCCGCCACAGGGTTACCACACGGAAATTATAAGAAACATTGAAAAAAGGGCCTCTTTACCCTTCGGTAATGTACTGAAAGGATCTATCAGTGCAGGCCTTATCTCTATCCCACTTATAAGTAAGTAAGTAAGTAAGTAAGATATCATCAGCCTCTTAACTCTTCCAGAATTTCATATCTTTTTAGGAGTTAAGAGCCCTGTCCCTCCACACCCATACGGAAACCGGCTTAAATCTTTAAAAAGCTAAAAACAGATAAATCTTCGGCTATGTTAAAAACAGATCTGCTATGTTAAAAACAGATAAGCGTTTATAAGTTAAACTTATAAATAAAAAATTTAAAGCGTTTATAAGTTAAACTTATAAATAAACTTTTCTGTTTATTTATAAGTTTAACAAATTAAACTTTTCTGTTCTACAAACAAACTGTTTCCTTCTCTTTAACTGGCATTACCTATAAGTAAGAAGCTGCTCTTCACCACTTATAAGTTTAACTGGCAAACTCGAAAGCTCTTCCTTCCGCCACAGTACTGGTCTCCCTTTAAGAGCTCTTCACCACACACAAGCAAAAAGCCTTAGAACCATTGCTCCCATAAGCAGAAGGGCTCTGGTTGTTGGCCGTTCTATTCCCCACTTACTTATAAGTAAGTTTATAAGTTTGCAAGAAACTGCTACGGTTTGTTTGTTAGTAGAAGACCGGGGATCTTTTAAGAGCCCATAGATCCCTTATACGTGGTGCCCTGGCAGCTTGCTACATTATTAAAAAGCGTCTCTTTAACTGTTCCCGCGAAAGCTCTTCACCACTTATAAGTAAGTAAGCCAGTACGCTTCGCTAAGTAAGAGAAGGATTAAACCTAATAAGTAAATAAACGTCTCCTTTTAAAGGTCGGGGGCTCGGGGGCCCCTGCCCCAACTTGGGGCAGGGGCCCCCGAGCCCCCCCCGAGCTTTAAAACAAATAAGTAAATAAACGTGGCTGCTTCTCTCGGAAAAAAATAAGTAAATAAACGTCGCTGCTTCTCTCGGAAAAAAATAAGTAAATAAACGTCCAAAAAAGTAAGTAAATAAACGTACAAAAAAGTAAGTAATGCCAGGATATTTATAAGTAATGCCAGGTATAAGTAACTAAGGGTAAAAATAAGTAAGGGTAATTATAAGTAAATAAAGGTACAAATAAGTAAGGGTACTTATAAGTAATGCCAGGTATAAGTAAATAAGGGTACTGGACTAAAATAAATAAGACCAGTCCTAATAAGATTTAAACACTCCGGTTTCGTTTCCTCTTATAAATTAAATAAACTTGTCTGGGCACCACTCTTATCTTATTAGAGGCCTGCTTTAAAGAAGAAGATGGGCCCCTTCGGCTCTTTTTTTTGCGAGAGAAACAAGTTTTCCTTCCTCGTTCTAGCCCCTTAGTTCTTTATGCCTTGCACCTTTCAGTCTTTAAGCCTGTTCTTCTGCCTTTTAAATAAGCCCTGGCCAACTCTAAGCAGCAATGTATAATAATTTCTTACTCTCTTACTATAAGATGGGCTCTTCCTTGGTTTTTCTCGGGGGCCCCTAGCCCCAAGTTGGGGCTAGGGGCCCCCAACCCCTTAAAACTAAGTATAGTCTGACTATACTTAGTTTTAACGGGTTGGGGGCCCCTAGCCCCAACTTGGGGCTAGGGGCCCCCGAGAAAAACCAAGGAAGAGCCCCAGCCCCAGGGGTCGGGGGCCCCAGCCCATACTTGGGGCTGGGGCCCCCGAGCTCTTCCTTGGTTTTTCTCGGGGGCCCCTAGCCCCAAGTTGGGGCTAGGGGCCCCCAACCCCTTAAAACTAAGTATAGTCTGACTATACTTAGTTTTAACGGGTTGGGGGCCCCTAGCCCCAACTTGGGGCTAGGAGCCCCCGAGAAAAACCAAGGACGGGCTTGGGGGCCCCTGCCCCAAGTATGGGCTAGGGGCCCCCGACCCCCAGCCCCAAGTATGGGCTGGGGGCCCCCGACCCCAGCCCATAGTATGGGCTGGGGGCCCCCGACCCCAGCCCCAAGTAAGGGCTGGGGCCCCCAACCCCCGACCCCCTTCTCACAGAAGAAGAACAAGAGGAAAACCGTGCGTGGGTGTGAAGAAAGATAGAAGACCAGGAAGCCATGGAAGCTTGTACCCAAGAAGAACACCGGTCTCTGACCAGTTCGGGAGAGTTCTTGTGTGAAGTCTGGCTTGCTTGTACCCAAGAAGAACACCGGTCTTATTCTTTATAGAAACCAGTTAAAGAGTGAATAAGTCAGCGTGACTTATTAAAAAAAAAAAACGCTTTAAACAAAAAGCCGGAACTTCACGGACATCCCTACTCTTAACCCAAGGGTATTTCACATACTCGTCTTAAAGTAGCAGACGGGAGTTCTTGTACCGTGGACCCTTCGGTTAGTTAGCCGTGGCTGCTGCGCAGCCCTTTACCAGAGCACCGTAGGGCACCGGTGGGTTAGTTAGTAAGAGAGAAGAAACAAGTATAAATACCTAATAAGAGGGGTAGCAATGCTAGCTATAATTTCTCTCTTACTTACTTACTAACTATAAGACTCCTATATATGTTGCCATCCCTGCGTTCTGCTGTGTGAATCTTATAAGTAAGATAGAAACCTGACCTCCATGGAAGTCCTCTAATGTCAAGCCTGCTTGGAGAAGTTGAGACCTATTCTCTCCCGCGGCTCCTACTCTTTATAGAAACCAGTTATTCTCTCCCGCGGCTCTTCTGCCCGAAATATAGTAAAGAGAATAAGTACGGGTGATTAAACAAACTCGTCTGGGACCTATATAAGAGTCTTATAGTAAGTAAGTACCGAACCGGACCTCACCGAACCGGAGGGTAGCCGGAGCCGTAGGGAGGAGGCTCGGGGGCCCCAGCCCAGACTTGGGGCTGGGGCCCGTCCTTGGTTTTTCCCCTTAAACCTAAGTATAGTCAGACTATACTTAGGTTTAAGGGGAAAAACCAAGGAAGAGCCCCAGCCCCAAGTCTGGGCTGGGGCCCCCGACCGCCGTAGGGGATAGGGTAGAAGGGAAGGGACCGTAGGTAGCCGCCGTAGGGGTAGCCGGTTCCCTACGGTGCTCTGGGCTCGTAGGCCGCCCTTCTGCGGTCGGGGGTCGGGGGCCCCAGCCCAGACTTGGGGCTGGGGCTCGGGGGCCCCAGCCCCAAGTCTGGGCTGGGGCCCCCGACCCCCGAGCCCTTCTCTCCTTCCCTCCGGTCCGGCTATGTTTTCTCCTACCCTACGGTCCCTTCTTCCCTCCGGCTACGGCTCCGGCTTAAAACTAAGTTTAGCTAGACCCCTTCGGTCTAAACTTAGTTTTAAGCCGGAGCCGTAGCCGGAGGGAAGAAGGGACCGTAGGGTAGGAGAAAACATAGAGAGAGCCGTAGGGTAGGGAAAGAGAGAAGGAAGAAACAAGTCTACCTTTTTAAATTAAATAAGAGGGGTCGGGGGCCCCAGCCCATACTTGGGGCTGGGGTCGGGGGCCCCAGCCCATACTTGGGGCTGGGGGCCCGTCCTTGGTTTTTCCTCGGGGGCCCCTAGCCCCAAGTTGGGGCTAGGGGCCCCCGACCATTAAAATGAACTATAACTTAGTTATAGTTCATTTTAATGGTCGGGGGCCCCTAGCCCCAACTTGGGGCTAGGGGCCCCCGAGGAAAAACCAAGGAAGAGCCCTTCCTTGGTTTTTCCCGTTAAAACTAAGTATAGCTAGACCCCTTCGGTCTATACTTAGTTTTAACGGGAAAAACCAAGGAAGAGCCTTCCGCTTTTCTTGCAATGTATAAGTAAAATTTCTCTCTAACTTCATGGGTTCTTCTTCCCGCTCTCGAAATTCTCTGTGGCCAGTACCCTACGGTCTTCTGCCCTCGAACACCAGTTAAAGATTTAAACACTCCGGTTTCCTCTTATAAACGGGGCTTTTTAAAAGCCCTTCTGGTCTGACCCTTCGGATTACTTACTTAGCGAAGCGTACTGGCCCACTACCCTTCGGTTACTTAGCGAAGCGGACTGGCTTAGCGAAGCGTACTGGCCCACTACCCTTCGGTTACTTAGCGAAGCGGACTGGCCCACTACCCTTCGGTTACTTAGCGAAGCGTACTGGCTTAGCGTAGCGGACTGGCCCACTACCCTTCGGTTAGCGAAGCGTACTGGCTTAGCGAAGCGTTTCCTTTCTCCACCCCTTCGGTTTAAAATTAACTATAACCTGGTTATAGTTAATTTTAAACCGAAGGGGTGGAGAAGGCCCACTACCCTTCGGTTACTTAGCGAAGCGTTTCCTTTCTCCACCCCTTCGGTTTAAAATTAACTATAACCAGGTTATAGTTAATTTTAAACCGAAGGGGCTATATGGCCGCCCCTTCTGCGGCCATCGAGGGGGTGGAGAACCGGAGGGAAAGCGGAGGACGGCCCACTACCCTTCGGTTACTTAGCGAAGCGTACTGGCTTAGCGTAGCGGACTGGCCCACTACCCTTCGGTTAGCGAAGCGTACTGGCTTAGCGAAGCGGACTGGCTTACTTACTTACTTACTTACTTACTTATAAGACGAAATCCTGATTGTTTTGCTTCTGTTTTTGGTCCAGTTACAGGCGGGTTCGTTCTGCTTCCAGGAGTTCTTGGAAGTGGCTTAATAAGTTGTGCCTTCTGCCACTGAAAGGGTCGAGTCTCTTACTTATAAGTAGCCGCAGTTCTTCTGTGAGGAAGAGTTTAGAGCCCAAAAGATAGAGGTGCTAAATAAGTTGTGGCACAAAACAGGCGGGTTCGTTCTGCCCTCTTATTATTATTAAGAAAGCCGGGTGGTTCCAGAGCACCCGCTCTTCGGCTTTAAAGCATCGGGCAGCGATTCCTGCAGCCGGCTAGTTTACCTTATAATTCCATTTCCCTAATAGGTTTCCCCTCTACCACTTCGTTCCGCCCCTCCGGCTACGGCCCTCTTCCCCTTCGGCCGACAGAGCTCTGCTACCCTTCGGTCCCTCCGGTCCGGCTCTTTCCCTCCGGTCGGGGGGCCCCAGCCCATACTATGGGCTGGGGCTCGGGGGCCTCCAGCCCATAGTATGGGCTGGGGCCCCCCGAGTCCCTACGGCTCCGGTTCTCTCCCCTCCTACCGCCCCTCCGGCTACGGCTCCCCTCTTTCCCTCCGGTCGGGGGGCCCCAGCCCATACTATGGGCTGGGGGGCCCCGAGCCCCAGCCCATACTATGGGCTGGGGCTCGGGTGCCCCAGCCCATAGTATGGGCTGGGGCCCCCCGAGTCCCTACGGCTTTCCCTACGGCTCCCCTCTTTCCCTCCGGTCCCTACGGCTCCGGTTCCTTCCCTCTACCACTTCGTCTCCCCTCTACCACTTCGTTCCCTCCGGCTTCGGTACGGCTCCGGCTTCCCTCCGGTCCGGGTAGACCACTTCGTCCTCTTACGCTCTGCTACCCTTCGGTCCCTCCGGTCCGGCTCCGGCTACCCTTCGGTCCGGCTACGGCTACGGCTACGGCTCCGGTCCGGCTACGGCTCCGGCTCCTACCGCCCCTCCGACTCTTCCGCGGTGAGGTTCCTTTCCTCTACCCCTCCGGTCCCCTATCCCCTACGGCGGTCGGGGGGGGGGGCCCCAGCCCATACTTGGGGCTGGGGGTCGGGGGCCCCTAGACCGAAGGCGGCCCCGCCCAGACTTGGGGCAGGGGCCCCCAAGCCCGTTCTTGGTTTTTCCCCTTAAAACTAAGTATAGCTAGACCCCTTCGGTCTATACTTAGTTTTAAGGGGAAAAACCAAGAGAGAGCCGTAGGGGACCCCAGCCCATACTTGGGGCTGGGGCCCCCGAGCCTCCTCCCTACGGTTCGGTTCCTTTTCCCTTCTTCTTCTCCGCTTCCCCCTCTTCCTTGGTTTTTTCCTTATAATTTTAGATAGACCCCTTCGGTCTAAAATTAGAAGGGAAAAACCAAGGAAGAGGGGGAAGCGGAGAAGAAGAAGGGAAAAAACAAGGAGTTTCTTGGAAAAACCAAGGACATATTTAACTATAATTTAGTTATAGTTAATTATAATGGGCGGGGTCGAAACATAGCAGCAGACGAACGAGAAGAACGAAAAAAAGATAAAAAAAAAGTATAATAAGAAAGAGTTAGGAAAGGTTCTGGTAACTAATTATTATTATACTTAAAAAAATTTAAAGAATTAAAATTGGATAAGAATGATTATGTGTCCTTTTTTAAACTTTTTTAAAGACCTACCCTAATAAGAGAAAAAAGAAGTATTTAGTGAATTGGACGCAGAGTAAATGCTTTCAAAATCGGTGACTTTTACATGATGCTTTTTTTGCCCTCTTCGGGGTTTTTGCCCTCTTCGGGGGTTTTGCCCCTCTTTCCCCTTCGGTGTTTGCCTGTACCCTCCTTTGTTTGCCTGTACCCTTCGGTTTGCCTGTACCCTTCGGTTTGCCTGTACCCTTCGGTTTGCCTGTACCCTTCGGTTTGTTTGCCCTCCTTCGGTTTGTTTGCCCTCTCTGGTAAGGTTGTTTGCCCTCCTTCGGTTTGTTTGCCCTCTCTGGTAAGGTTGTTTGCCCTCCTTCGGTTTGTTTGCCCTCTCTGGTAAGGTTGTTTGCCTGTACCCTTCGGTTTATAAGTTTGCCCTCTCTGGTAAGGTTGTTTGCCTGTACCCTTCGGTTTGCCTGTACCCTTCGGTTTGCCTGTACCCTTCGGTTTGCCTGGACCCTTCGGTTTGCCTGTACCCTTCGGTTTGTTTGCCCTCTTCGGTTTGTTTGTTTGTTTGTTTGTATGTCATTCACGTGTTCTTTTTGTTCAAGTTTTCTTGGTCCTTTTCAAAGTCTTGGAATTCCTTAATGAAAGCTTTAATGTGTTCTTGATTGAGTGGACGAAGAGACATAGATATACTGCTAATATGGAGAAGAAACGGTCCTGACTAAGGGCATTGTAGCTGGGTGGCAGTAGCTAAAGCAAATTACGTGGGGACAAAAAATAAAATATAGACGTTACGGCTGGCTTTGAGTCCGTTTTTGTTCAATAATCCTGAAATAGTAGGGAAATCAACTTAGGGACAGCACTTGTAAAATCAAAAACAACTTACGTTCAGTTTGCTAACTAAGGGATGTTCCATAAGCTAGCCGCGTTATGGTTTAAACACCTAAAAGTTTCCTTGCCTATGGGGTCTTTCAGTGCTTTTTACGGAAAGTAGAAGGGCTGTTTATTTATGTTAAGAATTTGTGATTGTCAAGGGTGTTTTGACGAAGTTTAGATCTTCACCACTCATAGGGCCGTTCCATGGCCCAGCAATACGGGTTTCGGGTTTTGTACAATATTCAAAAATAACGTTATCATCAACGGCTGCTTCGGGGTAAAATATGAGTAGAAGGGGCTTAGCTTACTTACTTACTTAGCGAAGCGTACTGGCTTACTTATAAGAGTAGCGCGTTGTAAAATACGAGAAATGGAAGAAGTAGGTGTTCTTGCTTGTATACTGCATTGTCTGTTTCCATTTCTGAATAGTTCCTTTCCTCTACCCCTCCGGTCCCTTCGGTTCTTCTGCTCCTTCGGCTTTCCTTGGTTTTTACCATTATAATTAACTATAACTTAGTTATAGTTAATTATAATGGTAAAAACCAAGGGTTCTTCCCCTCCCTCCTTCCCTCCGGCTCGTAGGCCGCAGAAGGGCGGTCGGGGGCCTTGGGGCTGGGGCCCGTCCTTGGTTTTTCCCCTTAAAACTAAGTATAGCTAGACCCCTTCGGTCTATACTTAGTTTTAAGGGGAAAAACCAAGGAAGAGCCCTTCCTTCTACCCTCCGGCTCTCCTACCCTCCGGTTCGGTCCGGCTATGTTTTCTCCACCCCTTCGGTTTTAAAATAAGTTTAGACCCCTTCGGTCTAAACTTATTTTAAAACCGAAGGGGTGGAGAAAACATAGGAAGAGCCTGCTTCTACGAGCCGGAGGGAAGGAGAGAGGGGAAAGCCCATTATAATTAACTATAACTTAGTTATAGTTAATTATAATGGGCGGGGTCGAAACATAGGAAAGGCTCGGGGGTTGGGGGCCCCCAGCCCCAACTATGGGCTGGGGGCCCCCGAGCCCCAGCCCATAGTTGGGGCTCGGGGGCCCCCAGCCCATAGTTGGGGCTGGGGGCCCCCAACCCCCGACCGGCTGCTTCTTTCCTATGTTTCGACCCCGCCCATTATAATTAACTATAACTAAGTTATAGTTAATTATAATGGGCGGGGTCGAAACATAGGAGAGCCCTAGCATTAAGCCCTAATAAGAGGGGAAGGGTCTTCTGAAAGCAAGAACCGGTATAAACACCCTTTCTCTTATAAGTAAATACGAGCCTACCTAACCTTACATTCTTTCCCTTCGGCCTATACGAGCTCCGCTTCATGGAACAAACACGTCTATGCTCTTCTAAGTAAAGCTTTAAGGAGCACCCTTTCTGCTTGTATCAGCAAAGCTAAACTTCTAAGCATTCTTTACCGTCGGTCTACTAGCCTCCAGCGTCTTAAAAAGCCCCCCCCTGCAAGCAGGGGTGCTTACACCCTTTTAACGCCGAAGAGGAAGGAACACCCGGTTTCCTCTCTTATAAGTAAGTAAGTAAGTAAGTAAGTAAGTAAGTAAGTATAAATCTTTTAAGGCCAACTCTAATAAATAAACAAGTTAAGAATTAATAACCATATTCCTTACCTAATTACTTGCTCTTTTAGACTATCAAGACTCTTTTCCCCCTTTTTTCCTTTCTTATTTCTTTTCCCGCCTGTTTCCCTTACCATTTAGGGATTTAAACTTTTTGCCTTAACCTCCAGTATTCCCCTCCTACATAAACCTTTAAGACAGCTTCCGACTCCTAGGTATACTTTTTTCCTTTTGGTAACTTCTTTCCTTCTTTTTCTTACCCTATTTTCTCCCTACATTTACCCCTATAGTCCGAGGTTCTTAATAGGTATATTTCTTACCATTTTCAACCATAACCGGTTTTCAAATGCGGCAGTTCTTGAGAAGACCCCCTGCCTTGTCTGGGGAGAGTGGGCAGCAAGAACTGCTCTTTAACCCCCTTCTAGAAGAGGAAAGGAGAACTGCTTGCAGAAAGGGGTTAGCTCCCTTTTCGGCTCCAAGCACCGGCGCGCAAAGACCCAGCCCATTCTAATTAACTATAACTTATTAAGTTACAGTTAATTAGAATAGGGCTTTTCCCTCTTCCCCCTCGATGGCCGCAGAAGGGGCGGCCATCGAGCCCCTCTTCTTATGTTTTCTCCTGCCCCTCGATGGCCGCAGAAGGGGCGGCCATCGAGCCCCTCCGGCTTAAAACTTAGTTTAGCTAGACCCCTTCGGTCTAAACTTAGTTTTAAGCCGGAGGGGCTCGATGGCCGCCCCTTCTGCGGCCATCGAGGGGGAGGAGAAAACATAGCCGGACCGAACCGAAGCCGTAGCCGTACCGGAGGGAAGGAGACGAAGTGGTAGAGCCGGAGGGTAGGAGGGGAGAGCCGTAGCCGTAGGGAGCGAAGCGGAAGAGGGAAGGAAGGGCCGGGGTGGCCTACGAACCCTCCACTTCCTCTTTCCCTCCGGCCTCTACCACTTCGTTCCAGAGCACCGTAGGGAACCGGTGAGGTCCGGTTTCCCATTATAAATAAGTTTAGACCGAAGGGGTCTAGCTAAACTTCTTTATAATGGGAAACCGGACCTCACCGGTTCCCTACGGTGCTCTGGAACGAAGTGGTAGAGGCCGGAGGGAAAGAGGAAGCGGTTCCCTACGGTGCTCTGAAAGGCCGCAGAAGGGCTCGATGGCCGCCCGCCCCTCGATGGCCGCCCTTCTTCCGGCCATCGAGGGGGTGGTCGGGGGCCCCAGCCTTGGGGCTGGGGCCCCCGAGCCTACGAACCCTTGGTTTTCCTCTACCCCTCCGGTCCCCTTTGTTCCTTTTCCCATTATAAATAAGTTTAGACCGAAGGGGTCTAGCTAAACTTATTTATAATGGGAAAAGGAACAAAGGGGACCGGAGGGGTAGAGGAAAACCAAGGAAAGCCGGTCCCCTCCTATGAAACTTACATAAAGGTCTCCTAGCGACCCTATGTTTCCTATACTAAATAACCTATAAGTAAATTAGTATAGAAACTTACATAAGGAGTCTCCTATGTAGAGCCGAACAAAGGAAAATGCGTAAGCCGGACTGAAAGGTCTCCTGCTGTTCTTCAGGGAAGACCCTTTCAGTCCGGGAGTTCTTCACTCTTAGGAGGGAGGGAGGGAGGGAGGGAGGGAGGGAGGGAGGGAGGGAGGGAGGGAGGGAGGGAGGGAGGGAGGGAGGGAGGGAGGGAGGGAGGGAGGGAGGGAGGGAGGGAGGGAGGGAGGGAGGGAGGGAGGGAGGGAGGGAGGGAGGGGGTAGGGAGGGACCCTTTCGCTGTCCCGCTCCCCGTACGGTGTCTATAACCGGCCTTGTAGGCAAAGGATTTGTAGTCACCGAGCTGCTTCTAATCCCTTCAGTTTTCGGCGGTTTCCCTATTCTGGTATATGGGCGAGTTGGCTGCTTCTGTCCTTGGTTTTTCCCATTAGAATTAACTAGAACTAAGTTATAGTTAATTATGTCCTTTCTCCACCCCTTCGGTTTATAAATAAGTTTAGACCGAAGGGGTCTAGCTAAACTTATTTATAAACCGAAGGGGTGGAGAAAGGAACCGAACCGGAGGGAGGAGGCTCGGGGGGGGGCCCCAGCCCATACTTGGGGCTGGGGTCCCCTACGGCTCTCTCTTGGTTTTTCCCCTTAAAACTAAGTATAGCTAGACCCCTTCGGTCTATACTTAGTTTTAAGGGGAAAAACCAAGAGAGAGCCGTAGGGGACCCCAGCCCCAAGTATGGGCTGGGGCTCGGGGGCCCCCAGCCCCAAGTATGGGCTGGGGGCCCCCCGACCGCCGTAGGGGATAGGGGACCGGAGGGGTAGAGGAAAACCAAGGAAAGAAGAACCGCTGACCCCGACTTAAATAGGTAGAGCTAGAGAAGTAACCGGAAAAGTAGGAAGAAAATCGTAAACTTAATAGGAACAAAGGAAGGAAAGGTGGAATGTAATACTTTTCTGACTGTTTTTGTTACGTGTTTAGCCAAACACCGCAGAAAAATTTATAGTAAAACCTTTATTATTTGCACCGTATAGGAATTGAACCTATCTGGGAACGATTATGAGTCGTTTGCCTTATCCGCTCGGCCAACAGTGCTCTTGTGCTTAGTTACATTATAGCACTAATATGTTTATTTACAATTTTAAAGTAAAATTATATATTATTATTTAATAATACATTATAGAATAACGATTATATTAAAGAGTTTTTCAATAACAACTTTTAGACTTTTTAGTTTTGTAAATTTAAAAAGTATTAGACTTACTTTCTTTCTTTCTTACTTTCTTTAAGTATTATACTCAAAATTGATAATTTATGTAATTAATAAAAAGTGTTAAAATACAACTGTCTATGCGGGTGCAAATTTTTTACAGCAAATAACTTTGTTAATAAAACTTACTTAAAGCACGTCCCTGCCCCGTCCCTTTTTCTGCCCTTTTCTACTAATGTCTGTTTCAGCTATTTCTTATAAGTAAGTTGTCCTTTTTGCCTTTCACCTATAAATGGCTAATTAGGCATCTAAAAAGAAGTTCTTATCTTATCTTATCTTATAAGGTCTGCTGGCAGGAGAGCTTTTTGCCGAAGCTCTTGGTCTTCTTGCGGTTCTTCTGCTGCAGGCTGATCGTAGGATAGCCCCCCCCCCTTCAGCTGAATAGGATGTTCTTTCCCTGCTTTTTAGCGTTTTCTTACTTACCGACCGTAGGGAAAGGGGCTTTCCCCTCTTCCTATGTTTTTCCCCCTCGTTGAAGCAGCCGGGGGCTCGTTGGCCGCCCTTCCCCCTCGTTGAAGCAGCCGGGGGCTCGTTGGCCGCCCTTCCCCCTCGTTGAAGCAGCCGGGGGCTCGTTGGCCGCCCTTCCCCCTCGTTGAAGCAGCCGGGGGCTCGTTGGCCGCCCTTCCCCCTCGTTGAAGCAGCCGGGGGCTCGTTGGCTGCCCCCGGCTGCTTCAACGAGCCCCCGGCTGCTTCAACGAGGGGGAAGGGCGGCCAACGAGCCCCCGGCTGCTTCAACGAGGGGGAAGGGCGGCCATATAGGGGGTGGAGAAAACATAGCCGGACCGAACCGGACCGGAGGGACCGAAGGGTAGCAGAGCGTAAGAGGACGAAGTGGTAGAGGAGCCGGACCGGACCGGACCGGAGGGAGGGAGAGCCGGAGGGTAGAAGGCCGGAGCCGGAGGGACCGGAGGGGTAGAGGGAAGGAAGGGCCGGAGTGGCCATCGAGGGGAAAGCCACTGGCTTACTTACTTATAAGTAAGAGTTTGCTAAAAAGAAGGGCTAGGAGCAGCCGAAGGTAGAGATCCTGCTTTCTGCTTCTATCCCTTCTTTTTTACCGGCGGTTCCTTTAAGGAGCCCCTCCCCAACTAGGGGGCAGTTACAGGCGACTGAAGTCTTCGCAAAGAGCAAGGGTGTAAGCACCAACCGCCTTTGTTTTGTATATTAATTTTAAATAAATATTTATATATTTGATACGAAACTTACATAAGAGGATTTCTGCTATGTTTTTGGTCTTTCTCTTTTCTGCTGGCAGAATTCAGTGGCTCTTACTCTTATGTAAGTTTCATAGCCGAAGAGCGGCTTTCCCCTCGATGGCCGGAGCTCGATGGCCGCCCCTTCTTCGGTCGGGGGCCCCCAGCCCATACTTGGGGCAGGGGTCGGGGGCCCGTCCTTGGTTTTTCCCCTTAAACCTAAGTATAGACCGAAGGGGTCTAGCTATACTTAGGTTTAAGGGGAAAAACCAAGGAAAGCCCCAACTTGGGGCAGGGGCCCGTCCTTGGTTTTTCCCCTTAAAACTAAGTATAGCTAGACCCCTTCGGTCTATACTTAGTTTTAAGGGGAAAAACCAAGGAAAAGCCCGTTCTTGGTTTTTCCCATTAAAATGAACTATAACTAAGTTATAGTTCATTTTAATGGGAAAAACCAAGGAAAAGCCTCTCCTATGTTTTCTCCTACCCTCCGGCTTAAACCTAAGTATAGTCAGACTATACTTAGGTTTAAGCCGGAGGGTAGGAGAAAACATAGGAAGAGGGGGCTCGTTGGCCGCCCCCGGCCAACGAGGGGGTGGCCATCGAACCCTTGGTTTTTACCATTATAATTAACTATAACTTAGTTATAGTTAATTATAATGGGCGGGGTCGAAACATAGGGTTCTTCCCCCTATATGGCCGTAAGAAGGGCGGCCATCGACCCCCTCGTAGAAGCAGGCTCTTCCCCTCGATGGCCCCTCGCTGGCCCCTCGCTGGACCCTCGCTGAAGCAGCCGGGGTGGCCATCGAAGGGGTGGCCACCCCTTCTGCTGGCCCTCAAAGGGGCTCTTCCTTTCTCCTCCCCTCCGGCTTAAAACTAAGTATAGACCGAAGGGGTCTATCTATACTTAGTTTTAAGCCGGAGGGGAGGAGAAAACCAAGCCGGACCGAACCGAAGGGAACGAAGTGGTAGAGGAGCCGGAGGGTAGAAGGAAGGGCTCGGGGGGCCCCAGCCCATACTTGGCAGAAGGCTGGGGTTGGGGGCCCCTGCCCCAACTTGGGGCTGGGGGCCCCCGATCCCCCGAGCCATCGAACCCTTGGTTTTTCCCATTATAAATAAGTTTAGACCGAAGGGGTCTAGCTAAACTTATTTATAATGGGAAAAACCAAGCCGGACCGAACCGAACCGGAGCCGGACCGGCTTGGTTTTTCCATTTATAAATAAGTTTAGCTAGACCCCTTCGGTCTAAACTTATTTATAAATGGAAAAACCTACAGAGAGGGGGCTCTTCCCCTCGATGGCCGGGGCTCGATGTCCGCCCTGTCCTTGTTTTTTCCCTTAAACCTAAGTATAGACCGAAGGGGTCTAGCTATACTTAGTTTTAAGGGAAAAAACAAGGAAAGAAGGAGGCCTCTCCCCCTCGATGGCCGCAGAAGGGGCGGCCAACGAGCCCCTCTTCCTATGTTTTCTCCCTCCCCTCTCTAGCTTCGCTCCCTACGGCTCCGGCTCCGGCTTAAACCTAAGTATAGACCGAAGGGGTCTAGCTATACTTAGTTTTAAACCGAAGGGGTGGAGAAAACATAGGAGAGGCCGCAGAAGGGCTCGATGGCCGCCCCTTCTGCGGCCGGGGGTGGCCATCGAACCCTTGGTTTTTCCCATTAAAATGAACTATAACTTAGTTATAGTTCATTTTAATGGGAAAAACCAAGGAAGGGCTCGATGGCCGCCCGCCGGAGGAGGCCATCGAGGGGGTGGCCATCGAACCCTTGGGCTCGTAGGCCGCCCTTCTGCGGTCGGGGGCTCGGGGGCCCCCAGCCCCAAGTTGGGGCAGGGGCCCCCAACCCCAGCCCATACTATGGGCTGGGGTTGGGGGCCCCTGCCCCAACTTGGGGCTGGGGGCCCCCGAGCCCCCGAGCCTTTCCTCCGCTTTCCCTCCGGTTTCCCCTTATAATTAACTATAACTTTGTTATAGTTAATTATAAGGGGCTAGGAATTTTTACCATTATAAATAAGTATAGCTAGACCCCTTCGGTCTATACTTATTTATAATGGTAAAAATTCCGTCCTTGTTTTTTCTCGGGGGCCCCTAGCCCCAACTTGGGGCTAGGGGCCCCCGAGAAAAAACAAGGAAAGCCTTCTGCCTCGTAGGCCGGGGCGGCCTACGAGCCCGGAGGGAAAGCGGTGCTTGGAAGAGGGGAAAGATCCATTTAAATGAACTATAACCTACTAAGTTATAGTTCATTTAAATGGATCTTTCCAAGCCGGACCGAACCGAAGGGTAGGAGAGCCGGAGGGTAGAAGGAAGGGCCGCCCTCCCCTATATGGCCGGGGTGGCCATCGAACCCGAAGGAGGCCGGGGTATCGCTGGCCGCCCTGTCCTTGTTTTTATCCGCCCCTCCGGCTTAAACCTAAGTATAGACCGAAGGGGTCTAGCTATACTTAGTTTTAAACCGGAGGGGCGGATAAAAACAAGGAAAGAAGGAGGCCGGGGTGGCCTTTCAGAGCACCGTAGGGAACCGCTTCCTCTTTCCCTCCGGCTCCTACCCAAGCACCGGTGAGGTCCGGTTTCCCATTATAAATAAGTTTAGCTAGACCCCTTCGGTCTAAAATTATAAGGGAAAAACCAAGGAAAGGCTCGGGGGCTCGGGGGCCCCCAGCCCCAAGTTGGGGCAGGGGCCCCCAACCCCAGCCCATAGTATGGGCTGGGGCCCCCCCGACCGCCCTTCTGCGGCTTCTTCTACGAGGGGAAGAGCAACCGCCTTAAAGTTGCTCCGCACCTTTAAAAGGCTCCTTTAAAGAAACTCCTATGAAACAAAAAGATAATTTTTCTTCTTATAAATAAGTTTAGTATAACTAAACTTATTTATAAGAAGAAAAATTCGGGCTGTTTTAAGGCGGTCGGGGGGGGCCCCCAGCCCATACTATGGGCTGGGGGCCCCCGAGCCCCAGCCCATAGTATGGGCTGGGGCCCCCGAGCCTCCCTTTGTTTCATAGCCGAAGAGCAGCAGAAGACCCTTCGGTCTAGGGGCCGCCGAAGTATGCAAGGGGGCTGCAGGAATCACTGACCCCGGATCCGGCCCCTTTCAGACCTTCTAGTACCCTTCGGTCTTACTTATAAGTAGACCTTTCAGTCTTACTTATAAGTAAGAGCAGGGGGTCTTCTGCTGCTGGCAGAAGACCTTTCAGTGCCCCTGCCTATAACCCTTCGGTCTGCTTCGAAGGGGCCCCGGAGTCCGAATAACAGCAGCATAACGAACCCGCCTTACTGAAAGGAAAGAGCCGAAGGGGTCTAGGTAGGGGCCCGTATGCTGCCTAGAGGGGGCTGCTTCGCTGCCCCGTAGAAAGATTCCAGACTCCGGAAGAAGGCAGCGATTCTTCTGCTGCAGAAGAACCCCTTGCAGTCTAGGGGACTGCTCTTACTTATAAGTAAGACTTGTATTTCTGCTGCTACAGACTTACTTACTTATAAGTGGCTCCCATAGCACCGGTAAACCGGTCGGGGCGGAGCACCCGCCGGGTGCTCCGCCCCGAGCGGCTCCCATCAGCGGCTGCTACGGGAACCGCCGGGGCGGAGCACCCGGCGGGTGCTCCGCCCCGACCGGTGCTACGGGCCCCTTCGGTCAGCTCGGCAAGAACCCCTTAAAGGAGCAGAAGAACCCCTTCTAGAAGAACGAATCCTGCCTTCTTCGGTGCAAGAAGGGCCGTTATAGAAGATTTTAAACTGCCTTCTTCGGTGCAAGAAGGGCTTCTGCGTTCTAGAAGAACGAGAACTGCCATGTCGAGGAAGAAGAGCTAGTTTCGAGAAGACCCCTCTTTAAAGGGGGCCTTTATAGAAGAGTGGGCCCCTCGAGGGTGCCCCTTAAAGGGCTAGGGGGAAACCACCCGGCTGTTATAGAAAAGGGGCCCTTCTGCCGCGAAGCAAGGCTTAAAGGGGCGGTCGGGGGCCCCAGCCCATACTTGGGGCTGGGGCCCCCGAGCCTACTCTCGCTGCTTCAAGGAGCAGCGGTTCTTCGGCGTTTAAAGCAGCCGGTGCTGCGTCTTTCCTTTTCCCATTCTAATTAACTATAACTTAGTTCTAGTTAATTAGAATGGGAAAAGGAAAGAAGCGGGTTCGATGGCCACCCCGGCCCTTCCTTCCTCCCTCCCCTACGGCTCCTACCCTTTCCCTACGGCTCCTACCCTCCGGTTCCTTCCCTCTACCACTTCGTCTCCTCCCCTTCGGTACGGCTCCGGCTACCCTTCGGTCCGGCTCTACCACTTCGTTCCCTCCGGCTCCGGGGCGGAGCAACCGGCGGGTGCTCCGCCCCGCTACCCTCCGGTCCGGCTACGGCTACGGCTCCGGCTCTCCCTCCCCTCCCTTCCTTCCTTCCCTCTTACGCTCTGCTACCCTTCGGTCCCTACGGCTCCGGCTACCCTCCGGTCCGGCCTTCTACCCTCCGGCTCTCCTTCCCTCCGGTTCGGTCCGGTCCGGCTCTACCCTACGGTCCCTTCCTTCCCTCTACCACTTCGTCCTCTTACGCTTCGCTCCCTCCGGTACGGCTCCGGCTACCCTCCGGTCCGGCTCCGGTCCGGCTCTCTCTTTCTGCTACCCTTCGGCCGACAGAGCTCTGCTACCCTTCGGTCCCTCCAGTACGGCTACGGCTACGGCTCCGGTCCGGTCCGGCTTTCCCTCCCCTCTCTAGCTTCGCTCCCTACGGCTACGGCTTAGGTCCGGTCCGGCTATGTATTCCTCTACCCCTCCGGCTCCTCTCCTACCCTCCGGTCCGGTCCGGCTTAAAACTAAGTTTAGACCGAAGGGGTCTAGCTAAACTTAGTTTTAAGCCGGACCGGACCGGAGGGTAGGAGAGGAGCCGAAGGGTAGCAGAGCGTAAGAGGAAAACATAGGAAGAGGGGAAGAGCAACCGGTTGCAAGAACCCAGCAGCTCCGGTTTCGCAGAAGAACCCCCTCTTATTAAGCATTTAAAAATATATGAAGGTCTTCTTTCTGCGTTAGAGAAGAGGAAATCGTAGCATTTAAAAATGAAGGGCTTCTGCGTTATAGAAGAGTACCTCGAAGCATTTCAGGAAGAAGGGCGGTCGGGGGGCCCCAGCCCATAGTATGGGCTGGGGCCCCCGAGCCCCAGCCCATACTATGGGCTGGGGCCCCCGAGCCTACTTAAAAAGGGGGCCCTTCTGCTGCTGCTCGAAGCATTTAAAAATGGAAACAGGGCGGTCGGGGGTTGGGGGTTGGGGGCCCCAGCCCATACTATGGGCTGGGGCCCCCAACCCCCAACCCCCGACCCCCGAGCCTTGCTACTCGAAGAACCCTTCCCTTGAAGAACACCTTTCAGTCTTTAAGGAAGAAGGGGTTCTTCGGCGTTAAAAGCAGCCGGTGCGGAGCAACCGGTTGCTCCGAAGAACACCTGCCTACTCGAAGAGGAAAAAGGTCTTCTGCTGCTCTGCTCTGCTCTGCTCTGCTCTGCTCTGCTCTGCTCTGCTCCTATGAAAACAAAGGAGTCTCCAGCAGGTGCTACGGTTAAAAAACAGAAAATTTAAACAAGATAGAAATCTTCTATTTCTTGGTTTAAAGAAGAATCAGTTTTCTTTTTTTCCTTATCGGTAGATAAAGGTGTAAGATAAAAATCTGATAATAAAGTAAATAAATCACGATCTGATAAAATTTTTGGAACAACACCTTCAGGTTCAGTTAATAATTGATCTGCTATATTTAAATAAAAATCACAAATATATAATAATGATTCATCATGTTCTGCCATTTCAAAAAGAGTTTTCCCTTTAACACGTGAAATTCGAATGTCATCAATTAAAGGTAATACTTCTAAAACTGGCATTGGGCAAGCTTCCACGTATTTATCAATTAAGTCCCTTTTTATTGTACGATTTCCAATTAAACCTGCTAAACGTAAAGGATGAATACGTGATTTTTCACGCACAGAAGCAGCAATACGATTTGCAGCAAATAAAGCATCAAACCCATTGTCAGTAACAATAATGCAATAATCTGCATAATTTAAAGGGGCAGCAAACCCACCACAAACAACATCTCCTAAAACATCAAATAAAATAACATCGTATTCATAAAATGCATTTAATTCTTTTAATAATTTTACAGTTTCACCTACTACATAACCGCCACAACCGGCACCCGCTGGTGGACCGCCTGCTTCAACACAATCCACATTTCCATACCCTTGATAGATTACATCTTCTGGCCAGACATCTTCATAATGATAATCTTTACTTTGTAAAGTATCTATAATTGTTGGGATTAGAAAACCCGTAAGTGTAAATGTACTATCATGTTTGGGATCACATCCTATTTGCAAAACTTTTTTACCACGTTTTGCTAAAGCAATAGATATGTTACAACTTGTTGTTGATTTTCCAATACCACCTTTACCATACACAGCTAATTTCATATATAAGCAAATATAAAAAATAAATAATAATGTAAAACTAATTAATCATGTATGTTTATACTATACTAACTCCTAAAAGCCTATTTGTCAAACCCTCCTTACGTCCAGTTTATCTCACCATTTTTAAACCCTAAACTTACCGAAGGGTACTGGCTTACCGAAGGGTACTGGCTTACTTAGTTACCGAAGGGTCTTCTGCTGGCTTACCGAAGGGTACTGGCTTACTTATTAAGAGTGGAAGGGCTTTTTCTTGTTTAAGAAGGGTACACATATTAGGCTTTTTTATGCTGAAATAAGGGATAGATCGTTTTGCGTTGTGTTAGGATGACAGGAAGCTGTTCTACCTCTTATCTTATAAGACAGTTACGTGGTTTTGGCTGAACACGTAAAAGTTAAATAAGTGGCCCCTCTCCTTCTAGTACCCTTCGGTTTATCCTTTTTTTTTAAGCCGTAGAGCAGCAGAAGACCGAAGGTTCTTCTGGAAGCAGCAGAAGAACCAGCAGTTCTTACCTGCTGCTTTGACCGAAGGGGCCCACCCGCCTCTTATTAGGACTTTAAGGATAGAAGAAGGGCTTCTGCGTTCTGCAAGAACCGAAGAACCCCAGAGACTGAAAGGGTCCAGAGAACAACAGGAGGGAGACCTTTCAGTCTTACTTAGCGAAGCGTACTGGCCCACTACCCTTCGGTTAGCGAAGCGTACTGGCCCACTACCCTTCGGTTAGCGAAGCGTTTCCTTTCCCCCCTTTATAATTAACTATAACAAAGTTTTAATTATAAAGGGGGAAAAAAACAAGGGTTCGATGGCCACCCCCCCCCCTCGATGGCCTCCTTCTTTCCTTGTTTTTTCGGCCCCCTCGTTGGCCGGGGGCTCGTTGGCCGCCCGCCGAAGGAGGCCAACGAGGGGGCGGCCAACGAGCCCCTAGCCCCAAGTTGGGGCTTCCCCCTTAAACCTAAGTATAGACCGAAGGGGTCTAGCTATACTTAGTTTTAAACCGGAGGGGTCGAGAAAAACAAGGACAGGGCGGCCATATAGCCCCGGCTGCTTCATCGAGGGGACGGCCCACTACCCTTCGGTTAGCGAAGCGTACTGGCTTAGCGAAGCGTCCTGGCCCACTACCCTTCGGTTAGCGAAGTGTACTGGCCTACTACCCTTCGGTTACTTAGCGAAGCGTACTGGCTTACTTACTTACTTATAAGTGCAGGGGCCCCTACTTTTTCTAATTAACTCTAACTAAGTTATAGTTTCTTATAATGGGCTGCTTTTTCCTTTGTTTGTAGCAGGACCGAAGGGTCTTCCACCTGCTGTTCTTCGGAGACTGAAAGTATTTCTGCTGCTTCAGACTCTGGCAGAAGAACCAGCAGGAGGAAGACCCTTTGGTCTGCTCTGTCCTTGGTTTTTCCCATTATAATTAACTATAACTTAGTTATCGTTAATTATAATGGGAAAAACCAAGGAAAGAAGGAGCCCGGCTGCTGGTGACTTTCCTTGTTTATCCCTTCCCCTCTTCCTTGGGTTCGATGGCCACCCCGGCCCTTCCTTCTCCTCTTACGCTTCGCTCCCTCCGGTCCGGCTTCCCTCCGGTCCGGCTATGTTTTCTCCACCCCTTCGGTTTATAATTAACTATAACTTTGTTATAGTTAATTATAAACCGAAGGGGTGGAGAAAACTTACCTAAGAGAGAGCCGTAGGGTAGGGAAAGATCCTTTTAAATGAACTATAACCTACTAAGTTATAGTTCATTTAAAAGGATCTTTCCAAGGAGAGGCCGGGGCTCGATGGCCGCTCGGGGGCCCCAGCCCCAAGTATGGGCTGGGGCTCGGGGGGGGCCCCCAGCCCCAAGTATGGGCTGGGGCCCCCCCCGACCCTGTCCTTGTTTTTTACCCTTAAACCTTAGTAGAGTCTGACTATACTTAGTTTTAAACCGGAGGGGTGGAGAAAAACAAGGAAAGAAGGAGGCCATCGAGGGGGTGGTCGGGGGGCCCAGCCCATACGTGGGGCTGGGGCCCCCGAGCCCCAGCCCATACGTGGGGCTGGGGCTCGGGGGCCCCAGCCCCAAGTATGGGCTGGGGCCCCCGAGCCTACGAACCCTTGTTTTTTCCCATTATAAATAAGTTTAGTCTAACTAAACTTATTTATAATGGGAAAAAACAAGGAAAGAAGAACCGCTGCGCGCCTTTAAAAGGAGCCGCCTTTAAAAAAGGGGGGGGGAAAGAGGGAGAAGGGGGAGGCTGTTCTTCTTATTAGGAACAGCAGGAGGAATACCTATCAGTCCTGCTGGAAAACAAAGAATGAAGGTTTTGGTTAATAATTAACCTAAGTTAATTATTAACCAAAACCGGAGCACCTCGCCATCTTATAAGACCTAAAGGGGCTCCGAGGGCGGGCTCTTATTTAGGACTTACTTACTTACTTATAAGACCCCGGAATGAAAGGACTGAAAGGATCCGGGGTGCTTGGGGAGTAGAGCCCCTTAAAGGAAGAGGGGTAAGAACATAAAAAAAGCAGAGTGGGTAGTAGTAATAGGAAATTTCTAAAAGCGGTGTTCTCAAAAGAAAGCTAAAATAATTAGAATCTTATTTAAATAAGAGGAAATTTATACAAACGAAAAAATTTATGTTTTTTATTAAATTAATAAAAGTATAAAAGATAATCAAAATACATAAAGTCGGAGTTTTTGAAGTATAATAGAAAGGGCCTGCCTCTATTACGTACGCTTTTATAACAGTACTTATTAAAAATACATATATTAATAATTATTGACTAGACAACCGTTTTTTTAATGTATTTATTATACAATAAGTCTTATATATAATTCGTTTCGTACTTTTTTAGTACATAAACGAAGAATTAAGACTTGTTAATATTAAGAAGTTTCTTTTTTTAGACGCATTTTTTTTTACAAAGAAGAAATAGTAGCTAATTTTATAAGTAAGTAAGTCCTGTTAAAGCACGCTTTTCTGTAAAGTTAAGTGTTTTGTAATTTTTACAAGAACACCTTTGTTTAAAGTTGAACGAACTCCGCGATTTACTAATAAGTAAATTTTATAAGTTGCAGCTTTATTCTATAAGCAACGCAGCTGTTCTTATTATACCTCTCCCCATACGTTAAAATGAGGAACAGGACGAGCGTTTTCGGAAGGGTTTTTCTTGTACTGATAAGGCTGCTGTCGCAGAAGGGCTCGTATACTTATTTATAATATGGGCCCGTATCCTTTCAGTCCTTTTAGTGCCCTGGCATAGAGCATTTCAGTGGCCCTCGAACCCTTTGGTCGCCGCTTCTTTCCTTTCCTCTACCCCTCCGGTCCCCTTTGTTCCTTTTCCCATTATAAATAAGTTTAGACCGAAGGGGTCTAGCTAAACTTATTTATAATGGGAAAAGGAACAAAGGGGACCGTAGGGGTAGAGGAAAGGACGAGCCGAAGGAGGGGCCACGTAGTCCGAAGAAAAGCAGGAGGAATACTGAAAGGAAAGAGCGAAGGGTTCTTTAAAGGGGTTCTTCTTTCCTGCCCCTCTTCCCCCTCTTCCCCTCGATGGCCCCTCGATGGCCGGGGTGGCCATCGAACCCGGGGCTCGATGGCCGGGGGCGGCCATCGAGCCCCGGGTTCGATGGCCACCCCGGCCATCGAGGGGCCATCGAGGGGAAGAGGGGGAAGAGGGTAAAAAGGGAGAATTTTTACCATTATAAATAAGTTTAGCTAGACCCCTTCGGTCTAAACTTATTTATAATGGTAAAAATTCCTAGCCCATTAGAATTAAATATAACTAAGTTATAGTTAATTCTAATGGGAAAGTTTACCATTATAAATAAGTTTAGTTAGACCGAAGGATCCACCTTCTTTGTCCTAATAAGTTTTTCTTCTGCCATCATAATTAACTATAACTAAGTTATAGTTAATTATGATGGCAGAAGAAAAACCTATTAGGAAGAACAGCTTATATTTTTAGAATGGTAAAAATTCTCCTTAAAAAGGCTTTCCTTCCTTGGTTTTTCCCTTCCTTTTCCCATTATAAATAAGTTTAGCTAGACCCCTTCGGTCTAAACTTATTTATAATGGGAATAGGAAGGGAAAAACCAAGGAAAGAAAGCTTGGGCTCTTCCTTCGATGGCCACCCCGGCCATCGAGGGGAAAGATCCATTTAAATGAACTATAACCTACTAAGTAGGTTATAGTTCATTTAAATGGATCTTTCCCCTCGATGGCCGGGGTGGCCATCGAAGGAGAGGCTCGGGGGCCCCAGCCCATAGTATGGGCTGGGGCTCGGGGGCCCCAGCCCCAAGGCCCCCCGACCGCCCTTCTGCGGCTTCTTCTACGAGGGGGAGAGAAACTCCTTGGTTTTTCCCATTATAATTAACTATAACTATAACTAAGTTATAGTTATAGTTAATTATAATGGGAAAAACCAAGGGTTCTTCCCCTCTTCCTATGTTTTTCCCCTAAAACCTAAGTTTAGCTAGACCCCTTCGGTCTAGCTAAACTTAGGTTTTAGGGGAAAAACATAGGAAGAGGGGAAGAGCCCCCGGCCTACTTCTTTCCTTGTTTTTCCTCTACCCCTCCGGTCCCTCCGGCTTAAACCTAAGTATAGACCGAAGGGGTCTAGCTATACTTAGTTTTAATGGGGCCCCTAGACCGAAGGCGGCCCCGCCCAGACTTGGGGCTAGGGGCCGAAAAAACAAGGACAGGGCGGCCATCGAGCCCCCTCTCTGTAGGTTTTTCCATTTATAAATAAGTTTAGCTAGACCCCTTCGGTCTAAACTTATTTATAAATGGAAAAACCAAGGGTTCGTAGGCCACCCCGGCCTTTCCAAGCACCGCTTTCCCTCCGGTTTCCCATTATAAATAAGTTTAGACCGAAGGGGTCTAGCTAAACTTATTTATAATGGGAAACCGGAGGGAAAGCGGTGCTTGGAGGCCTCCTTCTTTCCCCTCGTAGGCCCCTCGATGGCCGGGGCTCGATGGCCGCCCCTTCTGCGGCCGGGGGTGGTCGGGGGGCCCCCAGCCTTGGGGCTGGGGGCCCCCCCGAGCCATCGAACCCGGGGTGGCCTACGAGCCCAAGAACTGCTTTCCCTCCGGTTTCCTATTTAAACGGATTATATTCAAATCCGTTTAAATAGGAAAAACCTACAGAGAGGGCGGGTTCTTCCCCCTCGATGGCCTCCTTCGGCGGGCGGCCATATAGCCCCTCTTCCTATGTTTTTCCCCCTCGTTGGGTTCGCAGGCCACCCCCTCGATGGCCGGGGGCGGCCATCGAGCCCCGGCCAACGAGGGGCCTCCTTCTTTCCTTGTTTTTTGGCCCCCTCGTTGGCCGGGGGCGGCCAACGAGCCCCTAGCCCCAAGTCTGGGCGGGGCCGCCTTCGGTCTAGGGGCCCCATTAAAACTAAGTATAGCTAGACCCCTTCGGTCTATACTTAGTTTTAATGGAAAAAACCAGGACAGGGTCGGGGGGGCCCCAGCCTTGGGGCTGGGGCCCCCGAGCCCCAGCCCATACTTGGGGCTGGGGCCCCCGAGCGGCCAACGAGCCCCTTAAAAATAAGTTTAGACCGAAGGGGTCTAGCTAAACTTATTTTTAAGGGGCTCGATGGCCGCCCTTCTTCCGGGTTCGATGGCCACCCCGGCCATGGAGGGGCCATATAGGGGGTGGAGAAAACATAGCCGGCTCCTCTACCACTTCGTTCCCTTCGGTTCGGTCCGGCTATGTTTTTACCATTATAAATAAGTTTAGCTAGACCCCTTCGGTCTAAACTTATTTATAATGGTAAAAACATAGGGTTCGATGACTCGGGGGCCCCCAGCCTTGGGGCTGGGGGCCCCCGAGCCCCAGCCCCAAGGCTGGGGCTCGGGGGCCCCCAGCCCCAAGGCTGGGGCCCCCCCGACCACCCCCGGCCGGAAGAAGGGCGGCCATATAGCCCCCGGCCTCCTTCGGCGGGCGGCCATCGAGCCCCGTCCCTTCTCTCCTTCCCTTCGGTCCGGCTATGTTTTTCCCATTAGAATTAACTATAACTTTGTTATAGTTAATTCTAATGGGAAAAACATAGGAAGAGGGGCTCGATGGCCGCCCCCGGCCATCGAGGGGGAAGAGGGTCCCTTCTTCCCTCCGTCTTGTTTTTTCCCATTAAAATGAACTATAAATTAGTTATAGTTCATTTTAATGGGAAAAAACAAGGAAGAGCCCCTTCGATGGCTCGGGGCCCCAGCCCCAAGGCTGGGGCCCCCGACCCCTCGCTGGCCCCTCGCTGAAGCAGGCGGGGTGGCCATCGAAGGGTCGGGGGCCCCAGCCTTGGGGCTGGGGCCCCGAGCCATCGAAGGGGTGGTCGGGGCCCCAGCCTTGGGGCTGGGGGCCCCCGAGCCCCAGCCTTGGGGCTGGGGCTCGGGGGCCCCCAGCCCCAAGGCTGGGGGCCCCCCGAGCCATCGAACCCGCTCGGGGCGGAGCACCCGGCGGGTGCTCCGCCCCGACCGGTTCCCTACGGTGCTCTGAGGCTGCTTCTTATTAAGAGGGGAAAGCGGTGCTTGGACAAAAATAAGTTTAGTCTAACTAAACTTATTTATAATGGGAAAAACCAAGGGTTCGTAGGCTCGGGGGGGGGGCCCAGCCTTGGGGCTGGGGGCCCCCGAGCCCCAGCCCCAAGGCTGGGGCTCGGGGGCCCCCAGCCCCAAGGCTGGGGCCCCCCGACCACCCCGGCTGCTTCTACGAGGGGACAGGCTACTTACTTATAAGAGACTCGACCCTTTCAGTGGGGCAGAAGAGCCCCTTTGTCCTGCTGTAAACCAAAGAATAAGACAGACCCTAACACCCCCTAACTCCTAACAGTGAAATGCTTCTTATATAATATAAAGAGTTGAGCTTCTCTTCCGTCTACCGGAAGAAAGGGTAGCAGGAACCCTTAAATAAGAAAACTAGAGAAAGAGCTGCTTCTATCAGTTCTAATATAGGAGCAATTTGCGTAAGAACAGGAGTTCTTGGATGAAATGGAAGTTTATAGGAGTTCTTTTTGGTTAAAAAATAAAAAAAAAATATTGTTAGTCTTTTCCTTTCCTAAAGGAGATTCTTTAAATAAAGAAGTTGAACAGGAAATGCATCTCTTTTTTTTATTAGGTCTTCATAGATGCCTACGGGGGTGCCCCAGAACCACCTGGAGTCCTTTTAGTTTAAGCCTTAAAAAGGAGTTCTTGCAGCGGGGATAGAGGACCAGCTTCGAAAGAGGTGTTTAATGTTCAACCAATCTAACAAGTAAAAATTTACAGAACTGGAAAAAGAAGTAACAATATTTAGTAATAATAAGCATTTTTAGACTTCTATTCTATACTATTATAGAGTATCAACTGTATCAAATTCAAATTTGATTTCCTTCCAAACCTCGCACGCGGCCGCCAATTCCGGAGACCATTTACAAGCTGAACGAATTACGTCGCCACCTTCACGAGCTAAATCACGTCCTTCATTACGTGCTTGTGTACAAGCTTCTAAAGCAACACGGTTAGCTACAGCACCTGGTGCGTTCCCCCATGGGTGACCTAAAGTACCACCACCAAACTGTAAACAAGCATCATCACCAAAAATTTCAACTAAAGCAGGCATGTGCCATACGTGAATACCACCTGAAGCTACAGGCATTACACCTGGCATTGAACACCAGTCTTGTGTAAAGTAAATACCACGGCTACGATCTTTTTCAATGTAATCATCACGCATTAAGTCTACGAAACCTAATGTTACTTCACGTTCACCTTCTAATTTACCTACAACTGTTCCAGAGTGTAAGTGGTCACCACCTGACATACGTAAAGCTTTCGCTAATACACGGAAATGAATACCATGGTTTCTTTGGCGGTCGATTACAGCATGCATAGCACGGTGAATGTGTAATAATAAACCATTATCACGACAGAAATGTGCTAATGAAGTATTTGATGTAAACCCCCCTGTAAGGTAGTCATGCATGATGATCGGCACACCCAACTCCTTAGCACATTGTGCACGTTTAAGCATTTCTTCTGCTGTACCAGCAGTTGCGTTTAAATAATGGCCCTTAACTTCGCCTGTTTCTGATTGTGCTTTGTAAATAGCTTCAGCTACGAATAAGAAACGGTCTCTCCAGCGCATAAAAGGCTGTGAAGTTACGTTATGAAACTAGACGGCCACCTTTAAACGACCGTCCGTTCCCGAACCGTACGTGAACCTTTCAGCTCATACGGCTCTCCCGCAACCTTCAAACTGTTTTTTCCTGATATATACTATTCTATAAATTCTACAATGTTTATTGTTTTTTTTTATTTGCTGTAAATTTGTCTGCGTATCGTTGTCTTAATGCAGTGCGTATGTAGTCGGGGCAGTATATGTTGTCAACTTGGAAGTCCGCTGCCCAATATGTTTCTAAAGGATTGCTGTTTAGCAATAATTGTGGATAGTATCTTTTTAATGAAACGTATGCGTTACCTGTAATCATGTGTTTAACAGCAATGTGGAATATATCATTTGCTATGCATCTAGCAAATTGACGTGGTGTGATATTCTTTACAATTCGATAAATAACTTCGTTTACTTTGATTGATTCGAAAGTAATGTTATTTATCGTTATTTTTACGTTTGAGCGTTTGTTTTTGTTCGTACCACCTGCTTGTAAAGTGGTGCATAGACCGATGTATGCTAATGAAGTAGATGTATCGTAAATTCGAGCTATATCAGATACAATCGCTTCAAGATCTTTTTTTGTTATTTTTTTCTTTTCGGCTTTATCGGATACGGCGACGTCTTCGGTATAAGCGGCTTCGAAAAGATCGCTTATACCCGTCGGCGGAATACTGACTTTTAAGTCAGCGGTATTTGGTATTGTAGGACTGGTGTTGTCCGTGACAGTATCTGTAGGACTCGTGTCGTCCGAGTCGATATTATCTAATTGAAAAGTTAAATTTGGACGAGCTAATGATGGTAATGATTTATTTATTTCTTTATTCATGTTGTATAATTGTTAATAAAAGTTTTAAATATTCCAGAGGAATCGTGTCGTGTATATATGATATTATTTATTCTTTCTTTTAAGACTAGATGATTCTCGATTACTTCGGTAATCGTGAAGATCGGCTAGCGAGAGTCATATTTTCCTGAATGTACCATTTGATGATGAAATTTACATAGAGGAATTGATTTTCGATTTAAGAGATTCATTATCTTTTCAAAACCTTGTTTGGCTTTTTCAGAATATTTTTTACGTGTTTTATATGGTGCATCTCTATTTTCTCTTTAGAAGAACAATAAATGCAGCTTCCCTGTAATTTGAAAGCTGTGCGCCAATAAATTTTAGCGTTATTGAAAAAATCGCTAGTTATAGGGAGACTAGATAGAGATTGAGTCTTCGATCCTCTTTATAGTTCCTATTGTGTTGGCAAGTAATCCCCAATATGTTTTAACTGTAATTAGTTCAATTTTTTTTGAGGTACCTGATTCTTTGTCGTCGTATTTTACGGCAAGTGGAAAGCCGTATTTTTTTAAAAGTTTTCGTATTGATATCCTGTGCTTTTGACATAATGTCTTGTAACAAGAATATTCCATTATATATACTAGGAAATTTATCGTGGACCTATAAGTTATTATAGGGGCGTAGTATTGTACTTGACCCCTTATTATTGAGTTGAATTTGCTAACTATTTCGTAATCCGTTAGTGTGGACCAGGATGGTACTTCTCGAGGTTTGCCATCTATGTAGTGATGACGCCATTCTAAGCGGGGCATTAACCGAGACATGTCGATACTAATTGTTGCTTTTTGTCCGGTGGTTCTTTTAAGAACACCTGTGCTTGTGAGTGCTATTTTTTTTCCTTTGTTATTTTTGAATCTAATGGCAAATCCGAGGAAGTTGGCTGCCGTGGAACGTAATGGTGTTATTTTTTTTTTTTCGAGACTAAGTGTTAATTTTAGATAATATTTTAAATAAGAAGAAATCTTATTTCGTATGTACATGGTTATGATTTTGCTGGCATTTGTAAAAAAGATTCAATCGTCCGCATATCGTACGTAATGGAATCTTATTGATTGTCTAGATGCTTTTTTACTAGGAGTTTTAAGCATTAATTTCCTAGCGGTTTTTGCGTTCTTTAAAGCTTGTGTTGCTTTAATACGATCTTCTAAGCTAAGATTAATTATTTTTCTTTGTTTTTTCTTAGTTAGATCGTCATATATTTTTTGGTGTTTGATGTTTCTAGTTTGGGCGGTTTTATATTGTTTACTCGTAGGCGATGGTAAACGGTTTTGCCTTTTGTTAATCGCTTGCATTGTGTCGTTTATATCGTTAAGGATGAATTTGTCAAATTCATGCATGTATATGTTCCAAAGAAGGGGGCTCGCTATTCCACCTTGAGGAACTCCTAATAGCGAATCCTTAGTTGTGTTCTGTAATTGGTCAAAGAAACCTGCTCTACAGTATTTAAATATTAAATTTAAAAACTTGTCGTCTTGTATTCGTTTTGATAGTATTTTTATCAGTATGTCGTGATCAAGGTTGTCAAATGCTCCTTTTATGTCACCTTCAATGGCATAAGTCATTCCTTGTGTTTTTTGTGGGATATTATATAAAGCGTTATGTGATCCTTTTTTTGGTCTAAACCCGTAATTGCAATTTATTGATTCGAAAATGGGTTCATATATGGCATCTAAAACAAGCCTAATTGCCTCTTGAACCACACGAGCGTCAAATTCGGGAATGCCTAAAGGTCGGCCGCGCGTAAAGAGAGTCTCCATGGTCCATTCAACTCCTTTGATTGGTTTGGGAATCCATATTCGTCTTACATGAGGGAAAATATATGAATTTTCCTTTAATTGTTGTTGTATGTTTAAAATTCGCGAGATAGAAAATCCATCTGCTGTATTTTTTGTAAAACCAGGAGTTAATGCACCTGCGTTACTTTTAATATTTCCATATGCTAATTGTAAGACTTCCAAACTGCGTACAATTGGCATTAAATTGTTGAAAATTGGAATGGGTTGTTTTCTTTTTATGGCAACTTGTACTTGCCGCTTGATGTTTTCAAGGACGTTTATCTTATTTTTGACTAAGGTTCTCATTGAACCTGACGCCTTTGTGATATCGATAGTAATAGCCGGGTCTCGGGGTAAAGACCTGTTCTCTTGTGTTGAATTGTTATGCTTTTGAATATTTCGTGTCATTTTATTTATTGTAGAATAATTGTTATAGAATTTCATAAAAGTACTTGACAGTGTGCTCGACCTTTTCCCTTATCGATTCTACGAGAACCTCCTTGTGGGGGGATCGGAGTCGAACAGCTTAGGTTGCCTAACCCATCATTTGATTCTGGGTCTCTTCTGGCTCTTATGTGGGTGTTCCTGCACTTATATGAGTTTTACGTCATTGGCTTTCGCACGTAGCCACCAATATGCGTTGTGGTATGCGTTGTCGGCTTTTGTTGTGCATAGCGGTCTGACTTTAGCCAGTCTAGTTGTTTTATGTTTAAAATAGTACCATCTGGGGAACGTTCCGAAGTCCAATCGTATTGGCTAATCCGTTCGGTAGGATAGTTCTGCACTCCCTGTGGCAAAGCTACTAAGAAGACGAGACTTTCTTGTAGGGGAGGACACCTGTCTTGTTGACAGTCGTGAAAGAGGCACGAAAACTTCTTCGTATTAGGCTTTAAAGCTTGTCCCTTATTTCTTTGTCATTCGTGTTCGTATGTTGTGGTTGGTATGAGTTTTATAGGATGGCATTTCCTTGCACAAATTCGGTTTAAATAACCGTCATCTTGTTTGTTTAAAGCTGTAATGAATAAGCCGCTTTGTTATGAATGGTCAATTCGCTATTGATTAAACCGGGTATTTGTGCTTCTTCCAGTGCTCCAGGCCGATGGGTTTCCCCGCTGCGTGGCGTGTATTGTATTGTTCTAATGAGTATACGACCCGCTGGAATGGATTCGGTTTATTGCCTGAAACCGGATAAAAGATTATCATTATTAAACACTAACGACTCGCACCTCGTCGTCTTTTGTAAAGTCGAGACCACCGCGTAAACATTCGTATACGGCACGTCCATAATTTTTTGCTGAAAGTCCTAATTTCGGCTTGATAGTACAGCCTAATAAACCACGGCCGTATTTGTTAATTTTGTCACGTTCAACTTGAATACCGTGTGGAGGTCCTGAGAATGTTTTTACATATGCTGGTGGAATACGTAAATCTTCTAAACGTAATGCACGTAATGCTTTAAACCCAAATACGTTTCCTACAATTGAAGTAAACATGTTAGTTACCGAACCTTCTTCAAATAAATCGATAGGGTAAGCTACGTAAGCGATGTATTGGTTTTCCTCGCCTGGTACTGGCTCGATGTCGTAGCATCTACCTTTGTAACGGTCTAAACTTGTTAAACCATCTGTCCATACTGTTGTCCAAGTACCTGTTGATGATTCAGCTGCTACTGCTGCACCACATTCTTCTGGTGGTACACCTGGTTGTGGTGTCATACGGAACGCTGCTAAAATATCAGTATCTCTAACAACGTAATCTGGTGTATAATACGTTAAACGATAATCTTTTACACCAGCTTTAAACCCAGCACCTGCTCTTGTTTCTGTTTGTGGAACCATTATTGATTGTAAAAAAAAATAGTGTCGATCCTAAAATAATCTATCCGCTTATTACACGTTCTATTTAATTTTATAGAAAAAATACTTTCTGCAGCGATTTACGAATAAGGAAATTTTCGGGAGTAGCAGCATCTAACGGCTTTTCCTTTTTAAATTGCAGAAGCAGCGGTTCTGTCCTTGTTTTTTCCCTTCCTCCGCTTCCCCCTCGTAGGCCGGAAGAAAGGCGGTCGGGGGCCCCAGCCCATACTTGGGGCTGGGGTCGGGGGCCCCTAGCCCCAACTTGGGGCAGGGGCCCCCAAGCCCGTCCTTGGTTTTCTCCCTCCTACCCTACGGCTCCGGCTTAAAACTAAGTATAGCTAGACCCCTTCGGTCTATACTTAGTTTTAAGCCGGAGCCGTAGGGTAGGAGGGAGAAAACCAAGGAAGAGCCCTTCCTTCTACCCTCCGGCTTCCCTTCGGTCCGGCTTGGAAAGATCCATTTAAATGAACTATAACTTTGTTATAGTTCATTTAAATGGATCTTTCCCTACCCTACGGCTCTCTCTTAGGTAAGTTTTTCCCCTTAAACCTAAGTATAGACCGAAGGGGTCTAGCTATACTTAGTTTTAAACCGGAGGGGTGGAGAAAACATAGCCGGAGGGAAGAAGGGCCGGGGTGGCCATCGAAGGAAGAGCCCCTACGGCGAGGAAGTTTTCCCATTATAAATAAGTTCAGTCAGACTATACTTATTTATAATGGGAAAACTTCCTAGCCCAATATAAATAAGTTTAGCTAGACCCCTTCGGTCTAAACTTATTTATAATGGGAAAAACCTATTAGGAAGAACAGCAGTTCTGCCCCTCGTAGAAGCAGGCTCGATGGCCGCCCGCCCCTCTTCCTATGTTTTCCTCTACCCCTCCGGGCTCGTAGGCCGCCCCGGCCTACGAGGGGCGATTTTCTCCCCTCTACCACTTCGTTCCCTCCGGCTCCGGCTTATAAATAAGTTTAGCTAGACCCCTTCGGTCTAACCTTATTTATAAGCCGGAGGGAGCGAAGCGTAAGAGGAAAAGAAAGGGTCCTCCGGCTTAAACCTAAGTTTAGACCGAAGGGGTCTAGCTATACTTAGTTTTAAACCGGAGGGGCTATATGGCCGCTCGGGGGCCCCTAGCCCCAAGTTGGGGCTTTCCTTGGTTTTTCCTCGGGGCCCCAAGTTGGGGCTAGGGGCCCCCGACCCTTAAACCTAAGTATAGTCAGACTATACTTAGGTTTAAGGGGAAAAACCAAGGACGGGCCCCCCTTCTGCGGCCATATAGGGGGTGGAGAAAACATAGCCGGACTCGGGGGCCCCAGCCCCAAGTTGGGGCTGGGGCCCCCGACCGAACCGAAGCCGGAGCCGTAGGGAGCGAAGCGTAAGAGGGGAGGGAGAGCCGGACCGGACCGGAGGGAAGCCGGAGGGTAGAAGGCCGGAGGGTAGAAGGCCGGACCGGAGCCGTAGCCGTACCGGACCGGACCGAAGGGAACGAAGTGGTAGAGGAGAGGCCGCCGTAGGGGAAAGGGTAGCAGAGCGTAAGAGGCTCGGGGGCCCCAGCCCATAGTATGGGCTGGGGCCCCCGAGCCTCTTACGCTCTGCTACCCTTTCCCCTACGGCGGCCTCTCCTCTACCACTTCGTTCCCTTCGGTCCGGTCCGGTACGGCTACGGCTCCGGTCCGGCCTTCTACCCTCCGGCCTTCTACCCTCCGGCTTCCCTCCGGTCCGGTCCGGCCTTCTACCCTCCGGCTCTCCTACCCTCCGGTTCGGTCCGGTCGGGGGCCCCAGCCCCAACTTGGGGCTGGGGCCCCCGAGTCCGGCTATGTTTTCCTCTACCCCTCCGGTCCCTCCGGCATAAAACTAAGTTTAGACCGAAGGGGTCTAGCTAAACTTAGTTTTATGCCGGAGGGACCGGAGGGGTAGAGGAAAACATAGGAAGAGGGGACAGGCTTCTTCTACGAGGGGGAGAGAAACTCCTTGGTTTTTCCCATTATAATTAAGTTTAGTCTAACTAAACTTATTTATAATGGGCTAGGAATTTTTACCATTATAAATAAGTATAGCTCCCTCCCCTCCTACCCTCCGGCTCTTCCTCTTACGCTTCGCTCCCTCCGGTCCGGTCCCTACGGCTACGGCTCCGGCTCCGGCTGAGGTCTGACCGAAGCCGGAGGGAAGGAGCTAGACTTATTTATAATGGTAAAAATTACTCGCCGGTGCTTGGGAAAGAGGGGAAAAATAAAGGAAAGCCGCTCTTCCGCTATGAAACAAAGGATAAGCCCATTATATTAAACTATAACTTAGTTATAGTTAATTAGAATAGGGAAAACGCTCCTATGAAACAAAGGATAAGCCCTTTCTTTTTCCTATTATAATTAACCTATGTATCGTTAATTATAATAGGATAAGTAAACGGTGCACTGGGTTTCCTTTCAGTTTCGTAGAATAAATAATTATATTCTTATAAGTAAGTAAGCCAGTCCGCTACGCTAAGCCAGTACGCTTCGCTAAGTAACCGAAGGGTAGTGGGCCAGTACGCTTCGCTAAGCCAGTACGCTTCGCTAAGTAACCGAAGGGTAGTGGGCCAGTACGCTTCGCTAAGTAAGTAAGAGAGTAAGTAAGAGAGTAAGTAAGAGAGTAAGTAAGAGAGTAAGAGAGTAAGTAAGAGAGTAAGTAAGTTATAATACTTAAGTAAATCTAAAAGAGGGAAACCGCTCCGTTTTACTATTCTAATTAACTATAACTTAGTTATAGTTAATTAGAATAGTAAAACGGAGCGGTTTCCCTCTTTTTGTGTTAAAGGAGCACCCATTATACCTTACTTACTTATAAGATTATAATTAGTTATACTGGACCGCTCTTCTGCTATAAACCGCTCTTCCGCTATGAAACAAAGAGAGAAAGAGTTTATAGCAGTTCCTAATAAGAGCGGTTTATAGAAGTAGAGCGGCTGCTTCTTTCCCCTCGCTGGCCCCTCGATGGCCGGGGTGGCCATCGAACCCGGGGCTATATGGCCGCCCTGTCCTTGTTTTTTCCATTAAAACTAAGTATAGACCGAAGGGGTCTAGCTATACTTAGTTTTAATGGAAAAAACAAGGAAAGAAGGAGGCCTCCTTCGGCGGGTTCGATGTCCACCCGCCGAAGGAGGCCGGGGGTGGGTTCGATGGCCACCCCGGCCATCGAGGGGCCAGCGAACCCTTGGTTTTTCCCATTATAATTAACTATAACTATGTTATAGTTAATTATAATGGGAAAAACCAACGAAGCAGCCCCTTATAATTTTAGTATAACTAAAATTATAAGGGAAAACTTCTGAAAGGGGCCCATCCTATAAGGGGAACCAGCGGAAAGCCCTTTCAGTTTAAGTACCGAAGGGTCCTAGCTTATAAGTAAACCTTTCAGTGGCCCCTAGACCGAAGGCCCACCCCTCTCTGCGCCCCTTCTGCGCAGAAGAGGGGGGGCGGCCTACGAGCCCCTTAAAGAGGCTGCGGTTATTCTGGCAGAAGACCTTTCAGTGCCCGTTCATAAATTTCTTATAAGTAAGAACTTATAAGTATAGTTCTTACTTATAAGAAATTTATGGAGCCCTGCTGCGACCCCTCCGTTTAAAGCCGAAGAGCGGTTTCCCCTTATAAGGGAAGTATTACTAAACTTATAAGGGGAAACCGCTCCAACTTTTTCTTTCTTTGTTTTTACCATTCTAAAAACCTATAACTTAGTTATAGTTAATTCTAATAGGGAAACCGCTCCTTTTAAACAAAGGATAAGACCCCAAGACTGAAAAGTCTACTTACTTACTTACTTACTTATAAGACGGAAAGGACTGAACGGCTCCTTTAAGGCTTGGGGCCCTTAAAGGAGCCGTTCAGTCCTTTCCGTCTTATAAGTAAGTAAGTAAGTAGACCTTTCAGTCCTGCTCCTTTAAAACAAAGGAAGGCTCGTGGCCCCTATAAGAACCCCGAAGCAGCTTTGTCTGGGACCCTTCGGTCTAGGGCTTTATGCTGCTCGATCTTTGGATCCTTATAAGTTTAGTTAGACTAAAATTATAAGGATCCAAAGAACGAGCAGCAGTTCTTGCAAGAAGACCGTGCTCCGTTTTCCCAATATAAATAAGTTTAGTAGAACTTATAAGGGAAAACTTCTGGAGAAATGCTGGCGGCTCCCCTTAGTTTAAAAGGAGCAGGCCTTCTTCCGGATCCGTCCGCAGAAGGAGGAAGACCTTACTGAAAGGAAAGAGCCGTGCTCCTTTAAGGTTTAGGGCAGGGCGAGGGCGCCCCCCCTAAAAGGAGCACCCTTCTTATTTTAGTAGAACTAAAATAATAAGGGCATGCCTTCATTTTTTGTTTGGAACTGCTTTAAAGGAGCCCCCTTCTCTGCACGGGTAGAGCCACGAAGCATCCTTGTCTGGAAGAAGGACCGGTTTCGCAGCAGAAATCCTTCTAGAAGAACCCTTCCGCAGGCTTAATGGGCTAGTACGAGCCCTTCTGCGGAGGATTATGCAGCAATGGGGCCCCTTCTAGAAGAGGAAAACCCGAGTTCTTGAAGAAAGGACCGAAGGGTTCTTGCTGAAGGGAGGGCATTCCCCCTATAACTTATTAAGTTATAGTTAATTAGAATAGGGAACAAGCACCGGAGGGATGCTTGCACCGGTTCTTGCGGTCCTATAAAACTTACATAAGAGTAAAGGGTATAAATGCGACCCTTCTGCAAGCAGCAGTTCTGAGAGATCTCTTATTAGGACTTTAAGGATAGAAGAAGGGCGGTCGGGGGCCCCAGCCCATACTTGGGGCTGGGGCCCCCGAGCCTACTCTTAATAATAATAATAAGAGGAAAAGCAGTTCTTGAAGGAGTACTAAGCAGGGCATTATAATTAAATATATCTAAGTTAATTATAATAGGGAAACCTCCTTTTTAAGCAGAAGCGCTTTTCCCTCGTAGAAGCAGGCTCGATGGTCGGGGGCCCCAGCCTTGGGGCTGGGGCCCCCGAGCCCCTCGATGGCCGGGGCTCGATGGCCGCCCGCCGAAGGAGGCCATCGAGGGGCCATCGAACCCGCCCGCCCCTCTTCCTATGTTTTCCCCTCTACCACTTCGTTCCGCTCGGGGGCCCCAGCCCATAGTATGGGCTGGGGCCCCCGACCCCTCCGGCTACGGCCCTCTTACCCTTCGGCTCCTCTCCCTCCCCTCTTTCCCTTCGGCTCCTCTCCCTCCCCTCTTACACTTCGTTCCCTACGGCTCCGGCTCCGGTCCGGTACGGCTCCGGCTCCGGTCCGGTCCGGCTCTACCCCTTCGGCTCCTCTCCTACCCTCCGGTCCGGTACGGCTCCGGTTCTCTCCCCTCCCTTCCTTCTACCCTCCGGCTACCCTTCGGTCCGGCCTTCCTCCTACCCTACGGCTCCGGCTACCCTCCGGTCCGGTCCGGCTCTTACGCTCTGCTACCCTTCGGTCGGGGGCCCCAGCCCATACTATGGGCTGGGGCCCCCGAGTCCCTACGGCTACGGCTCCGGTCCGGCTACGGCTCCGGCTCTTCCTCTTACGCTTCGCTCCCTCCGGTCCGGTCCCTACGGCTCCGGCTTATAATTAACTATAACAAAGTTATAGTTAATTATAAACCGAAGGGGCTATATGGCCGCCCGCCGAAGGAGGCCATCGAGGGGGTGGAGAAAACCTAGCCGGACCACCTTACCGAACCGGAGGGAAGCCGGAGCCGGAGCCGTACCGGACCGGAGCCGGAGCCGTAGGGAACGAAGTGTAAGAGGGGAGGGAGAGGAGCCGAAGGGAAAGAGGGGAGGAAGGAAGAGCCGGAGCCGTAGCCGTCCCGGCCCGGAGGGACCGAAGGGTAGCAGAAAGAGAGAGGCCGAAGGGTAGCAGAGCGTAAGAGGCCGAAGGGTAGCAGAGCGTAAGAGCCGGAGCCGTAGCCGTAGGGACTCGGGGGCCCCAGCCCATAGTATGGGCTGGGGCTCGGGGGCCCCCAGCCCATAGTATGGGCTGGGGGGCCCCTGCCCATACTTGGGGCAGGGGCCCGTCCTTGGTTTTTCCCATTAAAACTAAGTATAGTCAGACTATACTTAGTTTTAAGGGGAAAAACCAAGGAAGAGCCCCCCCGACCGAAGGGTAGCAGAGCGTAAGAGCCGGAGCCGTACCGGACCGGAGCCGGAGCCGTAGGGAACGAAGTGTAAGAGGGGAGGGAGAGGAGCCGAAGGGAAGGAGGGGAGGGAAGGGAAGGGCCGGGGCTATATGGCCGCCCTTCTTCCGAAGCAGCCCGGGGGGGGGTGGCCATCGAACCCGAAGGAGGCCTCTCCTATGTTTTTCCCATTATAATTAATTATAACTAAGTTATAATTAATTATAATGGGAAAAACATAGGAAGAGGGGGGGCTCTTCCTTGGGTTCGATGGCCACCCCCTCGATGGCCGCAGAAGGGGTGGCCATCGAACCCTTCCTTGGTTTTTCCCATTAAAATGAACTATAACTAAGTTATAGTTCATTTTAATGGGAAAAACCAAGGAGAGGCCTCCTTCTTTCCTTGTTTTTTCCATTAAAACTAAGTATAGAACGAAGGGGTCTAGCTATACTTAGTTTTAATGGAAAAAACAAGGACAGGGCGGCCATATAGCCCCGGCTGCTTCATCGAGGGGAAGAACCCTTGGTTTTTCCCATTATAAATAATTATATTAAAATATAATTATTTATAATGGGAAAAACCAAGGGTTCGATGGCCACCCCCTCGTTGGCCTCCTTCGGCGGGCGGCCAACGAGCCCCTACCCTACGGCTCTCTCTATGTTTTCCTCTACCCCTCCGGTCCCTCCGGCTTAAACCTAAGTATAGTCTGACTATACTTAGGTTTAAGCCGGAGGGACCGGAGGGGTAGAGGAAAACATAGGAGAGGCCGCAGAAGGGGTCGGGGGCCCCAGCCTTGGGGCTGGGGGCCCCTGCCCCAACTTGGGGCTGGGGGCCCCCGAGCCCCCGAGCGGCCATCGAGCCCCGGCCCTTCCTTCCTTCTACCCTCCGGCTTCCCTCCGGTCCGGCTCTCCTTCCCTACGGTCCGGTCCGGCTCTCCTTCCCTACGGTCCGGTCCGGCTATGTTTTTCCCCCTCGTTGGCCTCCTTCGGCGGGCGGCCAACGAGCCCCTTAAAACTAAGTTTAGACCGAAGGGGTCTAGCTAAACTTAGTTTTAAGGGGCTCGTTGGCCGCCCGCCGAAGGAGGCCAACGAGGGGGAAAAACATAGGAAGAGGGGAAAGCCCCTATTATAACTAATTCTATTCTTACTTAACTTATAAGTTATAATGCTCTGCGCGACGAAAAGGCCGAAAAGGGAGCTAACCCCTTTCAGTCCTGCGGAACACCAAGAAGAAAGGGGTTAGCTCCCTTTTCGGCCTTTTCGTCGCGCACCAGAGACCTAAGGGGCTGCTCCTTTAAGGGGTTCTTGCAGAGCTGCCCCCAGACAAGGCTGCTTAAAAAAGGGCCCTTATAGGATGGGCCCCTTTCAGTCCTTACTGAAAGGAAAGAGCCGGCTGCTGCTCTTCGGCTATGAAACAAAGGAAAGATGGAACGGCTACCATAGCACTTTAAGTTCCCTATTCTAAATAAGTTTAGTTAGACCGAAGCTTAAAGGTGCAAGAACTGCTCTATGCTGTACTTATATTTATTTTTAGAATAGGAAAAGTAGCGGTTTATAGCAGTTCCTAATAAGAGCTGGTTATAGCAGTTCCTAATAAGAGCGGTTTATAGCAGTTCCTAATAAGAGCGGTTGGTGCTTACACCCTTTTTGGGGAAGGTGCAAGAATCCCTCCGGTGCTTGTTCCCTATTCTAATTAACTATATCTTAATAAGATATAGTTAATTAGAATAGGGAACAAGCACCGGAGGGATTCTTGCACCTTCCCCAAAAAGGAGCCGAAGGGTACTAGAAGGACTGAAAGTGGACCCTTTCAGTGCTGAAGATCCTGCTCTATGTAGGTTTCTCCTCTTTAAGGCTCCAAGTATCGGCGAGCAGCCCGTACCTTTCAGTACTACGGTCTGCTCCGCCGATGCTTGGAGCCCCTTCTTTCCCCTCGTAGAAGCAGCCGGGGTGGCCTCCTTCTTTCCTCTGCTTTCCCCTCGTAGGCCGGGGTGGCCTACGAACCCCTCCGGTTTACTATTTAAACGGATTATATTCAATTCCGTTTAAAAAGGAAAAACCTACAGAGAGGGCGGGTTCTTCCCCTCGATGAAGCAGCCGGGGCTCGATGGCCGCTCGGGGGCCCCAGCCCCAAGGCTGGGGCCCCCGAGCGGCCATCGAGCCCCGGCCCTCCCTTCTACCCTCCGGCTCTCCTACCCTCCGGTTCGGTCCGGCTATGTTTTCTCCACCCCCTCGATGGCCGGGGGCGGCCATCGAGCCCCTCCGGTTTAAAACTAAGTATAGCTAGACCCCTTCGGTCTATACTTAGGTTTAAGGGTAAAAACATAGGAAGAGGGGCCATCGAACCCTTTGTTTTTACCATTATAAATAAGTTTAGCTAGACCCCTCTAAACTTATTTATAATGGTAAAAACAAAGGGTTCGATGGCCACCCCGGCCATCGAGGGGAGAGGCCACCCCCCTCGATGGCCGAAGAAGGGGCGGCCATCGAGCCCCGGGTTCGATAGCCACCCCTTCTGCGGCCTCCTTCTTTCCTTGTTTTTTCCATTAAAACTAAGTATAGCTAGACCCCTTCGGTCTATACTTAGTTTTAATGGGGCCCCTAGCCCCAACTTGGGGCTAGGGGCCAAAAAACAAGGACAGGGTCGGGGGGCCCCCAGCCCCAACTATGGGCTGGGGGCCCCCGAGCCCCAGCCCATACTTGGGGCTGGGGCCCCCGACCCCGAGCGGCCATCGAGCCCCTTCGATGGCCAGCAGAAGGGGTGGCCATCGAACCCGCCGAAGGAGGGTTCGATGGCCACCCCGGCTGCTTCAGCGAGGGGTCGGGGGCCCCAGCCCATACTTGGGGCTGGGGCCCCCGAGCCATCGAGGGGCCTTTCCTTTTTTTTTCCCATTATAAATAAGTTTAGAGGGGTTTAGCTAAACTTATTTATAATGGGAAAAAAAAAGGGAGAGGGGAAAGCGGTGCTCTGGACCTTTCAGTCTCGTAGGCCGCCCTTCTGCGGCCTACGAGGGAAGAGGGGAAGGAAAAAACTGCTGTTCTTCTTTCCTTGGTTTTCCTCTACCCCTCCGGCTCCTACCAGAGCACCGTAGGGAACCGGTGAGGTTCCTTTTCCCATTATAAATAAGTCCAGGATCCTTCGGTCTAACTAAACTTATTTATAATGGGAAAAACCAAGGACATAATTAACTATAACTTAGTTAATTATGTCCTTGGTTTTTCCCATTATAAATAAGTTTAGTTAGACCGAAGGATCCTGGACTTATTTATAATGGGAAAAGGAACCTCACCGGTTCCCTACGGTGCTCTGGTAGGAGCCGGAGGGGTAGAGGAAAACCAAGGACAGAGCAGCAGGAGGTACGACCCCGCCCTACTAGTCCTGCTGTAAAAAAAGGAAGAAAGGTCTATTAAAGGGCGTATGGGCTAGGGGTTCTTGGACCCTTTTAAAGATCCTTTCAGTCCTTTCAGTCAGGCCCTTACAGGACTTTTTCTAATAGAATTCTTATAAGTAAGTAAGTATACTAAATTAGAGTTGGGTACATAAACCTTTCAGTCCAAGAAACCCTAGAAGAACCCGGTCTGAGATCCGGGTTCTTCTGCTCCTTAAAGGGGTTCTTGCAGAGCTGCTACCTTGCTCCCTACTTTCAGTCCGAAAACCCTACGGGTGTTGCTGTCCCTGCGCTGCTACATACTAGAAAAAAGTAAAAGGTTTCCTAAAAACTCCTCTTTTTAAATTCCGAAAGTATTTGAAGCTAGGAGTCTTACCTAAGTTGAACTTGACAAAAATACGCTATTAAACGCAAAGAAGAACAGCTCTTTATAGTTTTTATAGGAATTTTTTTGTTAATTCTATGTTCCTATTTGATAAATTCAACGTATAAATCGACGTAATCAACTAATTGCATTCAACTTAAAAACCCGTTGTTTTTTTACTTGACTGGATAAAAAGAGCGTTTTTAAACAGTCGCTTCTTAAAAAGAAAAAGAATTTTCTATTTTTATATTAGATCCGGAAAGCTTTTCTTTTCAAAAATTTTTGATATTATAAATAATATATAGATAGTCTAGGGGATATGGCGGAATGGTAGACGCTGCGGACTTAAAATCCGTTGATTTGAGAAAGTCGTGAGGGTTCAAGGCCCTCTTTCCCCAAAAAAAGAAATTAAAAAGTAGGATTAGGTAAAGTCCAACGACCTGTCATTTTTAACCAATTTTGTGCTTCAATATAATTAGTTGGTGCTAATCTAATAGCTTCTTTCCAATAATCAGCAGCTTTTTCAAATAAAATTTGAGAAATTTCAGATTGACCATTTTCAATCGCTTGTTCACCACGATAATGATAGATTACAGCAATATTATTTAAAGCACTTGGTAAAGACGGATTGCGTTCCAATGCTTGATAATAGTATTCAAGTGCTCTGCCGTGTTCACCATTACTTGTATGGATTAAACCTATATTATATAAAATGTAACTACGGTCATAAGCATCAATTTCTAAACGCATAGCTTCATAATAATTTTGAAGTGCTTCTGCATATTCACCTTCAGCTTGTGCGGACATACCATTTCTATAATAAGAAAACGCTTGTTTTTCCCGCTGTGATGTAGGTAACACTTTTAATAAAATATCAGCTACTACAGTAAAAGTTTTATCAATAAAATTATCATTTCTTTGGGTACGTGGCATATTACGATTTTATTATTTATTACAATTCTTATTGGTTGGTTTGTTAGTTTTCTTATGCGAGGTTTTATTACATGGCTATAAAAAAAACCCGAAAATGTAGCACGTTCATCAAATACCTGATCAACCTTTTCGTCAAGTGCACGGGTCATTATAGTGCTACGTTGTAGCCTTTATATTCAAAAAGTACGAAAACGTGAATCCTGTTTTTTTTGAACGTCCTATTTAGTTTAGTTCTTAAATAAAACCCGACGGTTCTTCGAACCAGCCTCTTACTAGCAGCATCTTCTGCTCGAAACCCCCCCCCCCTGAAGACCTGGTTCCCCTTTTAGCTGAAGCTGTGCGTATTTCCTGGGTCATCTATTACTGCAGCTCTCTGCAGAAGACCCTTTCAGTCTGAAAGGTTACTTATAAGTAAGTTACTTATAAGTAAGTTACTTATAAGTAAGTTACTTATAAGTAACTTACTTATAAGTAACTTACTTATAAGTGAGGTTACTTATAAAACACTCTCTGCCCCTTCCTTTGTTTCCTAAATTAACCTATAAGTTAATTAATGTAGGATCCAGAAGTTTTCCCTTATAAGTATAACTAAGTTATACTTATAAGGGAAAACTTCTCTTTTTGTTTCATACCCGCAGGCCTTCTCTCCTTCCCTCCGGCTCTTATTAGGGCTTAAAGGGGGCTTTCCTATGTTTTTCCCATTATAATTAACTATAACTTAGTTATAGTTAATTATGTCCTTGGTTTTTCCCATTATAAATAAGTTTAGTTAGACTAAACTTATTTATAATGGGCTAGGAATTTTTCCCATTATAAATAAGTATAGTCTGACTTTACTTATTTATAATGGGAAAAATTCTCCCTTCGGACCCCTCGCTGGCCGGGGTGGCCAGCGAACCCTTGTTTTTTCCCTTTATAAATAATTATAAGGAACTTATAATTAATTATAAAGGGAAAAAACAAGGAAAGCCTTCTGCCTCGTAGGTCGGGGGGGCCCCAGCCTTCTGCCAAGTATGGGCTGGGGCCCCCCAACCCCCGACCACAGAAGGTCGGCCTCCGAGCCCGGAGGGGTTCGTAGGCCACCCCGGCATACGAGGGGAAAGCGGAGAGTTCGTAGGCCACCCCCGGCCTCCTTCGGAGGGCGGTCGGGGGCCCCAGCCCCAACTTGGGGCTGGGGCCCCCGAGCCCTTCCTTCTTCCCTCCGGCTTCCCTTCGGTCCGGCTTGGGTTTTCCCATTAAAATGAACTATAACTTAGTTAAAGTTCATTTTAATGGGAAAACCCAAGGAAGAGCCCCTTTAAGCCTTTCCTCCGCTTTCCCCTCGTAGGCCACCCCGGCCTACGAGGGGAAAGCGGTGCTCTGGACCTTTCAGTCTCGTAGGCCGCCCGGCCTACGAGGGGAAGAGGGGAAGGGAAAAACTTATTAAGAAGAACAGAAGACCGAATTTTTACCATTATAAAAATATAAGTCCGCTGTTCTGCTATGTTTTTCTTCTGCCATCCTAATTAACTATAACTTAGTTATAGTTAATTAGGATGGCAGAAGAAAAACATAGACAAAGAAGGTGGATCCTTCGGTCTAACTAAACTTATTTATAATGGGAAAAATTCCTCTTTAAAAGGCGGCTTTCCTATGTTTTTCCCATTATAATTAACTATAACTAAGTTATAGTTAATTATAATGGGAAAAACATAGGAAGAGCCCAAATCCCTCGCCGGTTTCCCAGGTAACCAGCCGGTTCCCTCTTCCGCTATGAAACAAAGGTGCCTCCTTTTCCTATTCTAAATAAGTACAGTCTCCTTTCCCCTCGTCCTTGGTTTTTTCCTTTATAAATAAGTTTAGACCGAAGGGGTCTAGCTAAACTTATTTATAAAGGGAAAAACCAAGGAAAGGCCTTCCTCCGCTTTCCCTACGGTTTCCCATTAAAAATAATTATATTTAAATATAATTATTTTTAATGGGAAACCGTAGGGAAAGCGGAGGAAAGAAGGGCGGTCGGGGGGGCCCCAGCCCAGACTTGGGGCTGGGGCCCCCCCCCCGAGCCTTTCCTCCGCTTTCCCTACGGTTTCCCATTATAAATAATTATATTTAAATATAATTATTTATAATGGGAAAAACCAAGGGTTCGTAGGCCACCCCCCTCTTCCTATGTTTTATCCCTCCCCTCTCTCTTTCTGCTACCCTTCGGTCCCTACGGCTCCGGCTCCGGCTTAAAATTTTAGACCGAAGGGGTCTAGCTAAAATTTTAAACCGAAGGGGCTATAGGGCCGCCCTTCTTCCGAAGCAGCCCTCCTTCGGCGGGTGGAGAAAACATAGCCGGACCTTACAGAACCGGAGGGTAGCCGGAGCCGTACCGGACCGGAGGGTAGCCGGAGCCGTACCGAAGCCGGAGCCGTAGGGTAGGAGGGAGGGAGACGAAGTGTAAGAGGGAACCGGAGGGAACGAAGTGGTAGAGGGACGAAGTGTAAGAGGGAACCGGACCGGAGGGAAGGAGCCGAAGGGTAGCAGAGCGTAAGAGGCCGAAGGGTAGCAGAAAGAGAGAGGACGAAGTGGTAGAGGGAGCCGGACCGGACCGGAGCCGTAGCCGTAGCCGTAGCCGTAGGGAACGAAGTGGTAGAGGGGAGGGAAGGGAGAGCCGGACCGGACCGAACCGGACCGGAGGGAAGAAGGGACCGTATGGGAGAGCCGTAGCCGTAGGGACTCGGGGGGCCCCAGCCCATAGTATGGGCTGGGCCCCCCCGACCGGAGGGAAAGAGGGAAGGCCGGAAAGTAGAAGGCCGGAGGGTAGAAGGCCGGACCGGACCGGAGCCGGACCGGAGGGTAGCCGGAGCCGTAGGGACCGGAGGGGGAGAGCCGGACCGGAGCCGAAGCCGTAGCCGTACCGGACCGGAGGGTAGGAGAGGAGCCGGAGGGAAAGAGGGGAGGGAGAGCCGGAGGGAAGAAGGAACCGGAGCCGTACCGAAGGGGAGGAGACGAAGTGGTAGAGGGGAGCCGTAGGGAAACCGGAGCCGTAGGGACCGAAGGGTAAGAGCCGTAGGGAAGGAGGCCGTAGGGTAGAGCCGGACCGGACCGAACCGGACCGGAGGGAAGCCGGAGGGTAGAAGGGAGACGAAGTGGTAGAGGAGCCGGACCGGACCCGACCGGAGGGAAGGAGAGCCGGAGGGTAGAAGGCCGGAGGGTAGAAGGAAGGAAACGGAGGGTAGGAGCAGTAGGGTAGAGCCGGACCGGACCGGAGCCGGAGCCGTAGGGACCGGAGGGAAAGAGGGAGGGAGAGCCGGACCGGAGCCGGAGGGAAGGAGGCCGGAGGGTAGAAGGAAGGAAGGAAGGGAGGAAGGAAGGGCCTCCTTCGGGTTCGATGGCCACCCCGGCCTATCCTAGGTTTTCTCCACCCCTTCGGTTTAAAACTAAGTTTAGTATGACTAAACTTAGTTTTAAACCGAAGGGGTGGAGAAAACCTAGGAAGAGGGGCGGGCGGCCATCGAGCCTGCTTCTACGAGGGGAAAGCGGTCGGTCTTACTAAACTTATTTAGAGTAGGAAAACTACCTCTACCTTTGTTTCATAGCCGAAGAGCAGTTTCCCTATTATAACTTATAAGTAAGAATATAATTCGTTAGAATAGGGAAACTGGGCTCCTTTTAAAGGGAACCCGGGCGTCTTGCACCTTCCCAAACCAAGGGAGCCGCCTTAAAGTGCGGAGCAACTTTAAGGCGGTTGCTTTCCTTTTCCCATTATAATTAACTATAACTTAGTTATAGTTAATTATAATGGGAAAAGGAAGCACAAGAAGACCGGTTTCGCAGTTGTTACGGTGCTCCGTTTTCTTATTAAGTTTAGTATAACTAAACTTATTTATAAGAAGAAACCAAAACTCTGCAGCAGGTAAGAACTACTGGTGGCTGCTTCTTTCCCCTCGTAGGCCGCAGAAGGGCGGTCGGGGGGCCCCAGCCCATACTTGGGGCTGGGGCTCGGGGGCCCCAGCCCCAAGTATGGGCTGGGGCCCCCCGAGCCTCTCCTTGGGCTCGTAGGCCGCCCTTCTGCGGCCTACGAGGGGAAAGATCCATTTAAATGAACTATAACTTTGTTATAGTTCATTTAAATGGATCTTTCCCTACCCTACGGCTCTCTCTATGTTTTTCCCCTTTAACCTAAGTATAGTCTGACTATACTTAGTTTTAATGGGAAAAACATAGCCGGACCGGAGGGTAGCCGGAGCCGTAGGGACCGGAGGGGTAGAGGGAAGGAAGGGCCGCAGAAGGGCTCGATGGCCGCCCTTCTTCCGGCCATCGAGGGGGTGGTCGGGGGCCCCAGCCTTGGGGCCCCCGAGCCATCGAAGGAAGAGACTGAAAGGTCCAGAGCACCGCTTTCCCTCCGGTTTCCCATTATAATTAACTATAACTAAGTTATAGTTAATTATAATGGGAAACCGGAGGGAAAGCGGTGCTTGGACAGCCCTCATAACTGCCAGAAATAATTTCAGCACTGAAAGGGTCCACTTTCAGTCCTTCTAGTACCCTTCGGATCCTTTTTTTGAACAGGGGCCCACCCGCCCTGCCGAAGGAAGAAGGAGGAGGTTTCTGTAGGCTTAATGGGCTAGTACGAGCCCCTGCTTTAAAGTAGCCCCCTCTTATTAAGTTAAGAAGCAGCTTAAAGCAGAAGACCGGTCTTCTTGTGCTACCTTTTCCCATTATAATTAACTATAAATAAGTTATAGTTAATTATAATGGGAAAAGGAAAGCAACCGCCTTAAAGTTGCTTTCCTTTTCCCATTATAATTAACTATAACTTATTTATAGTTAATTATAATGGGAAAAGGTAGCACCTTTAAAAGGCTCCCATAGCGGTTTCTTCTGCCGAACGGTGTTCCAACCGGCCGTTCGAAGAAGATCGGCATCTTGCAGGTTCCCCCTTCGTCCTCGAACGGCCTGGTTGAAGAAAAGAAGGGTGTTTAGAGCAAACCGGCCGTTCTGCTCCTTAAAAAGAAGAAGCAGCCTGGTCTGATGCTCCTTAAAAAGGGCAGCGGTTAGGGGCTCGTTGGCCGCCCTTCTTCCGGGTTCGATGGCCACCCCGGCCCTTCCTTCTACCCTCCGGCTCTCCCTCCTACCCTACGGCTTCGGTCCGGTACGGCCTTCTACCCTCCGGCCTTCTACCCTCCGGCCTTCTCTCCTTCCCTCCGGTCCGGCTCCTCTACCACTTCGTTCCCTCCGGTCCGGTCCGGTTCGGTTCGGCTCCTCTACCACTTCGTCTTCTCTCCTTCCCTCCGGTCCGGTTCGGTCCGGTCCGGCCTTCCCTCTTTCCCTCCGGTCCCTACGGCTCCGGCCTTCCCTCCACCACTTCGTTCCCTACGGCTCCGGCTCTCCTTCCGTCCGGTCCGGGTCGGTCCGGTCCGGCTACCCTCCGGTCCGGCTATGTTTTCCTCTACCCCTCCGGCTCCTCTCCTACCCTCCGGTCCGGTCCGGTCCGGCTTAAAACTAAGTTTAGACCGAAGGGGTCTAGCTAAACTTAGGTTTAAGCCGGACCGGACCGGAGGGTAGGAGAGGAGCCGGAGGGGTAGAGGAAAACATAGGAAGATGGGCCAACGAGGGGCGAAGCAGCCGGTTTCGCAGAAGAACCCTTCGGTCTAGGGGTTCTTGCACCTATTCTAATTAACTATAACTTAATAAGTTATAGTTAATTAGAATAGGGAAACTGGGCTCTTCTCCCTTCGGGCTCCTTTTAAAGGGTGTTCCACCGCGTCTTGCACCTTCCCAAAAAAGGGGCTCCTTCGGCGGCTGCTTCGTTGGTTTTTCCCATTCTAATTAACTATAACTTAGTTATAGTTAATTAAAATGGGAAAAACCAAGGAAGAGCCCAAAATTACTAGCCCCTATTAGAATTAACTATAACTTAATTATAGTTACTTCTAATAGGGTAAACCGGCGAAGCATCCGGTTCCCTCTTCCGCTATGAAACAAAGGTGCTCCGGCGTTTTCCCTTATAAGTTTAGTCTAACTAAACTTATAAGGGGAAAACGCCGGTTCTTGCTTGGGTACCACCGAGCAGCTTAACGCCCTCTAGGAGACTCCTTTGTTTCCTACATTAATAAACTAATAGGTTTATTAATGTAGGAAACAAAGGAGTCTCCTATAGCCCTGCAAGAAGACCGTCGAAGCACCCCTTTGGTTTTAAGGAGCAGGATCCTAGAAGACCCCCCCTGCTCCGTATGGCAGCAGCCGCCTTCGTTCTCTGGGGAACCAGCAGCGGTTCTTGCCGCTTTCAGTCCTGCGGAACACCAAGAAGAAAGGGGCTAGGGAACGGCTCCCCTCCGTTTTCCTATTCTAATTCACTATACTTAGGTATAGTGAATTAGAATAGGAAAACGGAGGGGGCACCCTTTGTTTAAAAGCCGAAGAGCGGTTTATAGCAGTTCTTAATAAATATAAAAAAGAGCGGTCCATTAGAACGAATTCTATTTGAATAGAATTCGTTCTAATGGACCGCTCTTTTTTATATTTATTAAGAACTGCTATAAACCGCTCTTCGGCTTTTAAACAAAGGAACATTAGAATTAACTATAACTTAGTCATATTTAATTAGAATAGGGCTTTCTTCTGCTATGTTTTTCCCTTCCTTGTTTTTTCCCTTCCCCTCGTAGAAGCAAAGAGCAGGGGCTCGATGGCCGCCCTGTTCTTGTTTTTTCCTCGGGGGCCCCTAGCCCCAAGTTGGGGCTAGGGGCCCCCAACCCTTAAACCTAAGTATAGACCGAAGGGGTCTAGCTATACTTAGTTTTAAACCGGAGGGGCTATATGGCCGCCACTTGTTTTTTCCCCTTAAACCTAAGTATAGACCGAAGGGGTCTAGCTATACTTAGGTTTAAGGGGAAAAAACAAGGAAAGAAGGATGCCATATAGGGGGGAGAAAAACAAGGAAAGAAGGAGGCCCGGGGGTTCGATGGCCACCCCTTCTGCGGCCATCGAGGGGGTGGCCTACGAACCCTTGGTTTTTCCCTTATTCTGCTATGTTTTTCCCATTATAAATAAGTTTAGTCTAACTAAACTTATTTATAATGGGAAAAACATAGCAGAATAAGGGAAAAACATAGCAGAAGAAGGGAAAAACATAGCAGAAGAAGGGAAAAACATAGCAGCAGACATAAATAATTATATTTAAATATAATTATTTATAATGGTAAAAACCAAGGGTTCTTACCCTCGATGGCTCGGGGGCCCCAGCCCCAAGGCCCCCGACCACCCCCTCGATGGCCGGGGTGGCCATCGAGGGGGTGGTCGGGGGCCTTGGGGCTGGGGCCCCCGAGCCATCGAACCCTAGGTTTTTCCCATTATAATTAACTATAACAAAGTTATAGTTAATTATAAACCGGACCGGACCGGAGGGAAGGAACCGGAGGGTAGGAGCCGTAGGGTAGCCGGAGGGAAAGAGGAAAACATAGGGTTCGATGGACACCCCGGCCCTTCCTTCCCTCTTACGCTCTGCTACCCTTCGGCTCCCTCCCTCCTACCCTACGGCTCCGGCTTCGGTACGGCTCCGGCTACCCTCCGGTCCGGCTATGTTTTCCTCTACCCCTCCGGCTCCTCTCCTACCCTCCGGTCCGGCTTAAAACTAAGTTTAGACCGAAGGGGTCTAGCTAAACTTAGGTTTAAGCCGGAGCCGGAGCCGTAGCCGTAGGGTAGGAGGGAGGGAGGGAGAAAACATAGGAAGAGGGGAAAGGCCACCCCCTCGTAGGCCGGAAGAAGGGCGGCCTACGAGCCCCCTCTCTGTAAGTTTTTCCATTTATAAATAAGTTTAGACCGAAGGGGTCTAGCTATACTTATTTATAAATGGAAAAACCAAGCCGGACCTTCCCGGAGCCGGAGCCGTAGGGACCGGACCTGAGGGACCGAAGGGTAGCAGAGCGTAAGAGGAAGAGCCGGACCGGAGGGAAGGAAGGGACCGTAGGGGAGGGGAGAGCCGGACCGGACCGAACCGTACCGGAGCCGGAGGGAAGAAGGGACCGTAGGGTAGAGCCGGAGCCGTAGCCGTAGGGACTCGGGGGGCTCGGGGGCCCCTGCCCCAAGTATGGGCAGGGGCCCCCGAGCCCCCCCCCCGACCGAAGGGTAGCAGAGCGTAAGAGCCGGAGCCGTACCGGAGGGAAGGAGCCGAAGGGTAGCAGAAAGAGAGAGCCGGAGGGTAGGAGGGGAAGGGAGAGCCGGACCGGAGCCGGAGGGAGGGAGGCCGTAGCCGGAGGGAACGAAGTGGTAGAGGGAAGGAAGGAAGGAAGGGCTGCTTCGCAGAAGGGGCGGCCATCGAGCCCTTGGTTTTTCCCATTAAAATGAACTATAACTAAGTTATAGTTCATTTTAATGGGAAAAACCAAGGGTTCGATGGCCACCCCGGCCATCGAGGGGAGAGGCCTCCTTCTTTCCTTGTTTTTTCCCTTAAGCCTAAGTATAGCTAGACCCCTTCGGTCTATACTTAGGTTTAAGGGAAAAAACAAGTGGCGGCCATCGATCCCTCCGGTGCTTGGAGGCCTCCTTCTTTCCTCTGCTATTCCTTCCCTTCGGTCCGGTTTCCTATTTAAACGTATTATATTCAAATATAATCCGTTTAAATAGGAAAAACCTACAGAGAGGGCGGGTTCTTCCCCTCGATGAAGCAGCCGGGGTGGCCACCCTATGTTTTTACCATTATAAATAAGTTTAGCTAGACCCCTTCGGTCTAAACTAATTTATAATGGTAAAAACATAGGGTGGCCACCCCGGCTGCTTCATCGAGGGGAAGAGGGGCCCTTCTATCCTTCTCTTCGGTCCGGCTCCGCTTTCCCTCCGGTTTCCCATTATAAATAAGTTTAGCTAGACCCCTTCGGTCTAAACTTATTTATAATGGGAAACCGGAGGGAAAGCGGAGGGTTCGTAGGCTCGGGGGCTCGGGGGCCCCCAGCCCCAAGTTGGGGCAGGGGCCCCCAACCCCAGCCTTCTGCCAAGTATGGGCTGGGGCTCGGGGGCCCCCAGCCCCAAGTATGGGCTGGGGCCCCCAACCCCCTACCACCCCTATATGGCCGGAAGAAGGGCGGCCATCGAGCACCGGCCTCTTCCTATGTTTTTCCCATTATAAATAAGTTTAGACCGAAGGGGTCTAGCTAAACTTATTTATAAATGGAAAACCCAAGGAAGGGAAAAACCAAGGATAGGGCTTTCCTATGTTTCGACCCCGCCCATTATAATTAACTATAACTAAGTTATAGTTAATTATAATGGGCGGGGTCGAAACCTATTAGGAAGAACAGCAGTCCTTCTGCCTCTTCCTATGTTTTTCCCATTATAATTAACTATAACTTAGTTATAGTTAATTATAATGGGAAAAACATAGGAAGAGGCTTAATGGCTTTCCCCTCTTCCTATGTTTTTACCGTTAAACCTAAGTTTAGCTAGACCCCTTCGGTCTAAACTTAGTTTTAAGCCGGAGGGGCTCGATGGCCTCTCGGGGGCCCCTAGCCCCAAGTTGGGGCTGGGGGCCCCCAACCCCTTCTGCGGCCATATAGGGGGTGGAGAAAACATAGCCGGACCGGAGGGTAGCCGGAGCCGTACCGAAGCCGGAGCCGTAGGGTAGGAGGGAGGGAGCCGAAGGGTAGCAGAGCGTAAGAGGGAAGGAAGGGCCGCAGAAGGGCTCGATGGCCGCCCTTCTTCCGGCCATATAGGGGGTGGTCGGGGGGGCCCAGCCCATAGTATGGGCTGGGGCCCCCCGAGCCATCGAACCCTTGGTTTTTCCCATTATAATTAACTATAACTAAGTTGTAGTTAATTATAATGGGAAAAACCAAGGACAACGAGCCTTAAAGAAGGGAGAATTTTTACCATTATAAATAAGTTTAGTCTAACTAAACTTATTTATAATGGTAAAAAGATCTTTCCCATTATAATTAACTATAACTTAGTTATAGTTAATTATAATGGGAAAAACCAAGGGTTCGATGGCCACCCCGGCTGCTTCATCGAGGGGAAAGCCTCCTTTAAAGCATCGGCGGACTTATTTATATTGGTAAAAATTCTCCCTTCGGACCCCTCTTCCCCTCGTAGGCCGCAGAAGGGCGGTCGGGGGCCCCAGCCCATACTTGGGGCTGGGGCTCGGGGGCCCCAGCCCCAAGTATGGGCTGGGGCCCCTGCCCATACTTGGGGCAGGGGCCCCCGAGCCCCCCCGAGCGGCCTACGAGACTGAAAGGTCCAGAGCACCGCTTCCTCTTTCCCTCCGGCCTCTACCACTTCGTTCCAGAGCACCGTAGGGAACCGGTGAGGTCCGGTTTCCCATTATAAATAAGTTTAGACCGAAGGGGTCTAGCTAAACTTATTTATAATGGGAAACCGGACCTCACCGGTTCCCTACGGTGCTCTGGAACGAAGTGGTAGAGGCCGGAGGGAAAGAGGAAGCGGTTCCCTACGGTGCTCTGAAAGGCCGCAGAAGGGCTCGATGGCCGCCCCTTCTGCGAAGCAGCCTCAGAGCACCGTAGGGAACCGGCGGGCTCGATGGCCGCCCTGTCCTTGTTTTTCCTCTTTCCCTCCGGTCGGGGTTGGGGGCCCCAGCCTTCTGCCAAGTATGGGCTGGGGGCCCCCGAGCCCCAGCCCATACTTGGCAGAAGGCTGGGGCCCCCGAGTCCCTCCTGCTTAAACCTAAGTATAGACCGAAGGGGTCTAGCTATACTTAGTTTTAAGGGAAAAACAAGGAAAGAAGGAGGCCATATAGGGGGTGGAGAAAACATAGCCGGAGCCGGAGGGTAGCCGGAGCCGTAGGGACCGGAGGGGTAGAGGGAAGGAAGGGCCGCAGAAGGGCTCGATGGCCGCCCCTTCTGCGGCCATATAGGGGGTGGCCATCGAACCCGCCCGCCCCTTCGATGGCCAGCAGAAGGGGTGGCCATCGAACCCCCGGGCTGCTTCGGGGTGGTCGGGGGGGGCCCAGCCCATACTATGGGCTGGGGGTCGGGGGCCCCTAGCCCATACTTGGGGCAGGGGTCGGGGGCCCCTAGACCGAAGGCGGCCCCGCCCAGACTTGGGGCCCCCAAGCCCGTCCTTGGTTTTCTCCCCTCTTTCCCTCCGGTCCCTACGGCTCCGGCTTAAAACTAAGTATAGCTAGACCCCTTCGGTCTATACTTAGTTTTAAAGGGAAAAACCAAGGAAAAGCCCGTCCTTTCTCCCTCCTACCCTCCGGTCGGGGGCCCCCAGCCTTGGGGCTGGGGGGCCCCTGCCCATACTTGGGGCTGGGGGCCCCCGAGCCCCCGAGCCATCGAACCCGAAGGAGGCCAACGAGGGGTAAAAACATAGGAAGAGGGGACAGGCTACTTATAAGAGACTCGACCCTTTCAGTGGACCGGTCGAAGAAGAAGGTGCAAGGAGGGGTTCTTCCTCTTTCCCCTTCGGTAAAGCAGGGTTTTCTTGCCCGGAGTATTTCTGCAAGCAGCGGTTTCCCTATGAAATAAAGGAAGAGAATTTTTAAAGCCGAAGAGCAACCTTATAATTTTAGTCTAACTAAACTTATAAGGTTGCTCTTCGGCTTTAAAAATTCGAGCCTTCGGTTCTTGCACCCGTGCCTTGCACTTATAATCAATTTTAGTATAACTAAAATTAATTATAAGGGGCTTCCGGCCGCCGCTCCAACTTCTGTACCGGTGCTGCTGGGAGCAACGGGTTGCTCTTCCGCCAGAAGAACAGCGGTCGGGCTGCTTCGCCTTTTAAAGGCGGTTCTCTCCGGTCACCCCTTCGAACGGCTGCCCTTTCCCTTATAGGATCATTATAATTTTAGTTAGACTAAACTTATAAGGACCGCCGTTGGCGGCTCCCCTATGAAGGCCGGATCCTCTCTTTTTGTTTCATAGCGGAAGAGCACCCATTATAATAAAATATAACTTATTAATTAAGTCATAGTTAATTAGAATAGGGAAGAAGCACCGGTTCTTGCGTTTCTATGAAACTTACATAAGAGTAAAGGGGCCCACTGCTCTTTCGTAGGCGGGGCTAGTACGAGAAGAACCCCTAGAAGGAGTTCTAAGCAGGGCATTATAACTAATTATATTCAAATATAATACGTTCTAAAGTTTCTTCGAGTAGCAAGCTTCTTGGAGCAGGCCTTTCCCCTCTTCCTATGTTTTTCCCCCTCGTTGGCCGCTCGGGGGCCCCCAAGGCTGGGGCCCCCGACCCTGTCCTTGTTTTTTCCATTAAAACTAAGTATAGACCGAAGGGGTCTAGCTATACTTAGTTTTAATGGAAAAAACAAGGAAAGAAGGAGGCCCCTCGTTGAAGAAGCCGGGGCTCGATGGCCGCCCGCCGAAGGAGGCCATCGAGGGGGTGGCCTTCGAACCCAACGAGGGGGAAAAACATAGAGAGAGCCGTAGGGTAGGGAAGAGGGGGTTCGAGAGGAGCATAACGGCCGGTTTACCCTTCTTGGAGCAGGCCTTGCTGCGAGGGGCCTCAAGAACTGCGCGCGGCTTTCCCCTCGATGGCTCGGGGGCTCTTCCTTGGTTTTTCCCCTTAAAACTAAGTATAGTCTGACTATACTTAGTTTTAAGGGGAAAAACCAAGGACGGGCTTGGGGGCCCCTGCCCCAAGTTGGGGCTAGGGGCCCCCGACCCCCAGCCCCAAGTATGGGCAGGGGCCCCCAACCCCAGCCTTCTGCCAAGTATGGGCTGGGGCCCCCGACCACCCCGGCCATCGAGGGAAAGCCCTTTAAAAGGAGACGAAAAGGGAGCCCGCGCCTTAAAGTGCTTGGAGGCTGCTTCGCTGGAAACCGCGCCTTTAAAAGGAGCCTTTAACCGTAGCCGGAGGGACTCGGGGGTTGGGGGCCCCAGCCCCAACTATGGGCTGGGGCCCCCGAGCCCCAGCCCATAGTGGGGGCTGGGGCTCGGGGGCCCCCAGCCCATAGTTGGGGCTGGGGCCCCCCCGACCGGAGGGGTAGAGGAAGAGGGAGAAGGAGGAGGTTTCCAAAGAATTACAATCAGGCCGTTCGAGGAAGCAGAGACCAGCTCTTCCCTTTCTTCTGTGCCTCTATAAGGGGTCTGCTCCTTTAAGGGGCGCAGAGCTGCGCAGAGACCGAAGGTTAGCTGGCGGCAAGAACCCCAGACAAGGCTGCCTCGGGGCCTTATGCTGGAAGCAGTTTCAGTCCTTACTGAAAGGAAAGAGCCGTGCTCCTTTAAGGAAAGCCCTATAAAACAAAAGTTCGGAGGGGTGCTTCCCGTTTTACCCGTGCTCCGTTTACTTATCCTATTCTTATTAACCGAAGGGTACTGGCCTACGTATAGTTAGAATAGGATAAGTAAACTTCCTAGAGGCTATAGGCAGGCCCCCAGCCCCTTATAACTAATTAGATTCTTATAAGTAAGTAAGTAAGTAAGTAAGTTATAATGGGTGCTCCTATTAACCGCTCTCAGAACTGCTATAAACCGCTCTTCCGCTATGAAACATAGCAGAAGACCCCTTCCTACATTAACGAACTATATTAATAAATATGGTTAGTTAATGTAGGAAACAAAGGAAGGCCCCTTCCATTTCAGTCCACTTACTTAACTTATAAGACCTACATTAGCATAAGCACAAGAGGGGGCCCATAAGACCTAAAGGGGGGAACTTATAAATAAAACCTACATAAGAATAAGAGGGTGGCTTTCAGTGGCCCCTAGACTGAAAGCCCCTACCCCGAAGAACTGCTGCCAGGTACCCTTTCAGTCCTTTTAGTCGAAGCAGCCCCAACTTGGTGCAGCTCCTCCATAAGACCTTTCAGTCCTGCGGAACACCAAGAAGAAAGAGGGAAACAAAGGAAAGACCAATTCTAAATAAGTTTATTTATATAAACCGGGGAATAAGAAACCTTCCTAGACTTACTTACTTATAAGTAAGGCGGCTAGCCAGGTCTTAAAAAGGGCCAGGTCTTCGGGTTCTACATCGGGTGTTCCTTTGTAGGCTTTTTATTATTTAAGTATACTTAAAGTAAGTAAGACTTAAATATATTCGGCAACTTACTTATAAGGCATTACTTACAAGTCTTACTTACTTACTTATAAGTAGTGTCGTCTTATAAGTAAGTATAAGTAAGTTTTACTTACTTTAAGTATACTTATAAGTAAGTAAGTAAGTAAGTAAGTAAGTAAGTAAGTAAGACGAAACTACTTATCAGTAAGACCTTTTTCCCATAGGAAAAAGGTAGAAAAAAGCAGTTTTCTTTTTTTAAGAAACCAAGAATTGATTTAATCTGTCTTTTATTTGGTAGGCTTTAATAACCCCTTCTTATTTATGGACTGTATAAATAAAAACTGACAGTTTAACAAATGGAAATAAAAATGTTCATTCTTTTAGATATAAGGCTGGTTGCTTTTTTGAACGAAGCTAGTAAGAGCAGTTCTTGCAGGGTCTTCTTGCGAAGCCGTCTTATCTTATACGTGGGCGGGGCTTTCCTTTGTTTCATAGGGTGCAAGAACCGGTGCTTCTTCCATATTATAACTTATAATAAGTTATAATATGTTATAAAAGGGCTTTCCCCTCGATGGCCGGGGTGGCCATCGAGGGGAAAGCCGCTCTTCCGCTATGAAACAAAAACTTTCAGGAAGCAGGACCGTAGGGTCCTAGCTTATAAGTAGACCTTTCAGTGCTCCGTCTCTTTCCTTTCAGTAATTTCTTACTTATAAGTAAGAACTATATTAATATAGTTCTTACTTATAAGTAAGAGCCCTGCTGCGCCCTTCCCTTTTTTAGGAGCGGCTGCAGGAATCGCCTTTAAAAGAGGAATTTTTACCATTATAAATAAGTTTAGTTAGAATAAACTTATTTATAATGGTAAAAATTCTCCCTCCTTCGGGCTCTTCCCCTCGATGAAGCAGCCGTGGCTCGATGGCCGCTCGGGGGCTCGGGGGCCCCTGCCCCAAGTTGGGGCAGGGGCCCCCAACCCCAGCCCATACTTGGCAGAAGGCTGGGGTTGGGGGCCCCTGCCCCAACTTGGGGCAGGGGCCCCCGAGCCCCCGAGCGGCCATCGAGCCACGGCTGCTTCATCGAGGGGAAAGCCGCTCTTATCAACTTAAGAACTGCTATAAAAGTTACATAAGAGTAAAGGGTACTAGAAGGAGTTATAAGCAGGGCATTCTAATAAGCTATAACTAAGTTATAGTTTATTAGATAAGGGTAGGAAGCACCGGTTTTTGCGGTCCTATGAAACTTACATAAGAGTAAAGGGTACTAGAAGGAGTTCTTGGTGCAAGAACCGAAGGCCTGCTCCAAATAAAGGAAGGCCGAAGGTTTCGTCTTATAATTAATTAGATTTAGATATATTTAATTATAATACGAAACCGACAATGCTCTTTTCTTTTCGTATTCTAATTAACTTATAAGTAAGTTAATTAGAATACGAAAAGAAAAGAGGCGGCCCTCATAGGGTTTTCAAGGAGTTCTTGATTCAGCGAATTGCTTATCTTATAAGTTAAGAACATTCCCTATGGGGTAACTAAGGCAGAAGGGCAGCAACTGTAAGGGAAACCGGTGCGGAGCAACCGGTTGCAAGAACCCAGGGAACCAGCGGTGGAACACCCGGGGGGGCAGCGAAGCAGCCCCCTGCTGGTGGCTTTCCCCTCGATGGCCGGGGTGGTCGGGGGCCCCAGCCCATACTTGAGGCTGGGGCTCGGGGGCCCCAGCCTCAAGTATGGGCTGGGGCCCCCAACCCCCGAGCCATCGAAACCTATGTTTTTCCCATTATAATTAACTATAACTAAGTTATAGTTAATTATAATGGGCGGGGTCGAAACTTATTAGGAAGAACAGAAGACCGAATTTTTACCATTATAAATAAGTTTAGTTAGACCGAAAAGGGCTGCTTCTGTCCTTGGTTTTTCCCATTATAATTAACTATAACTAAGTTATAGTTAATTATGTCCTTGGTTTTTACCATTATAAATAAGTTTAGTTAGACTAAACTTATTTATAATGGTAAAAACCAAGGGTTCGTAGGCCACCCCCTCGATGGCCTCCTTCTTTCCTTGTTTTTCTCCGCCCCCTATATGGCCGCAGAAGGGGGGCCCGTCCTTGGTTTTTCGGCCCCTAGCCCCAACTTGGGGCTAGGGGCCGAAAAACCAAGGAAAGCCCCAACTTGGGGCTAGGGGCCCCCGAGCGGCCATATAGCCCCTCCGGTTTTAAACTAAGTATAGCTAGACCCCTTCGGTCTATACTTAAGTTTAAGCCGGAGGACCCTTTCTTTTCTCCCCTCCTTCCCTCCGGCTCTTACGCTTCGCTCCCTACGGCTCCGGCTCCGGCTTATAAATAAGTTTAGCTAGACCCCTTCGGTCTAAACTTATTTATAAGCCGGAGCCGGATCCGTAGGGAGCGAAGCGTAAGAGCCGGAGGGAAGGAGGGGAGAAAATCGCCTTCTGCCTCGTAGGCCGCTCGGGGGCCCCAGCCCATACTTGGGGCTGGGGCCCCCGAGCGGCCTACGAGCCCGGAGGGGTAGAGTAAAAACAAGGACAGGGCGGCCATCGAGCCCCCGGGCCGTAAGAAGGGTGTCCATCGAGCCCGCTCGGGGCGGAGCACCCGGCGGGTGCTCCGCCCCGACCGGTTCCCTACGGTGCTCTGAGGCTGCTTCGCAGAAGGGGCGGTCGGGGGCTCGGGGGCCCCTGCCCCAAGTTGGGGCAGGGGCCCCCAACCCCAGCCCATACTTGGCAGAAGGCTGGGGCCCCCGAGCCATCGAGCCTGCTTCTACGAGGGGAAGGGAAAAACCAAGGAAAGAAGAACCCCTGGAAAGGTAAAAAGCCTGAAAGGGGGCAGGCCGAAGGAGGGGGGGGCTGCTTCGCTGCCCCCAAAGCAGCCGCTGTTCTTCTGGCGGAAGAGCAACCGGTTGCTGAGGGTGTTCTTCAAGAACCGCCGACCGGTCTTCTTCTTCTCCTTTCTGCTAAGCCGGGAGCCGACTGCGTTCCTATTTATGAAAACTGGGCAGAAGGGCTGTCCAAGCACCGCTTTCCCTCCGGCGAGGAATTTTTACCATTATAAATAAGTATAGCTAGACCCCTTCGGTCTATACTTATTTATAATGGTAAAAATTCCTCGCCGGAGGGAAAGCGGAGGAAAGAAGCACCTCCTTCGGCTCGTTCTGAAACCCCAGTTCTTCTGTGAGAAAAATTGCTGTCAACCCCTTGCATAGAGCAGGATCTTCTTACTTATAAGTAAACCTAACTTAACTTACTTATAAGTAAGTAAGCTTTTGCCCTAAAAAGAAGCAAGAAGACCGGTCTTCTTGTGCTTCCTTGGTTTTTCCCTTCCCCTCTTCCTACGCTTTCCCCTCGTAGGCCGGGGTGGCCTACGAACCCCTCCGGTTTCCCATTATAAATAAGTCCAGTCTCCTTTCCCCTCCGATCGGTCTGACTAAATTTATTTATAATGGGAAAAACCAAGGAAAGGCCGGGTGGCCTACGAACCCTTTCCCCTCTACCACTTCGTTCCGCCCCTCCGGCTACGGCTCCCCTCCCTCCTACCCTATCCCCTACGGCGGCCTCCTTCCTACCCTCCGGTACGGCTACGGCTCCGGCTCTCTCTTTCTGCTACCCTTTCCCCTACGGCGGCCTCTACCCTCCGGTACGGCTACGGCTTTCCCTACGGCTTCTACCCTCTCCCCTACGGCGGTCTCTTCTACCCTCCGGCTCCTCTACCACTTCGTTCCCGCCGGTCCGGTCCGGCTCTCTCTTTCTGCTACCCTTCGGTCCCTACGGCTCCGGCTACCCTCCGGTCCGGCTACGGCTCCGGCCTCTAACGCTTCGCTCCGCCCCTCCGGCCTTGGTGAGGTTTTTTAGCTAGACCCCTTCGGTCTAAACTTATTTATAATGGGAAAAAACAAGGACATAATTAACTATAACTTAGTTATAGTTAATTATAATGGGCTAGGAATTTTTACCATTATAAATAAGTTTAGACCGAAGGGGTCTAGCTAAACTTATTTATAATGGTAAAAATTCCGTACCCTCGTAGAAGAAGCCGGGGCTCGATGGCCGCCATTCTTCCAAGCAGGCCCTTCCTTCCCCTCCTTCCCTCCGGCTCTTACGCTCTGCTACCCTACGGTCGGGGGGGCCCAGCCCATACTATGGGCTGGGGCTCGGGGGCCCCCAGCCCATAGTATGGGCTGGGGTTGGGGGCCCCTGCCCCAACTATGGGCAGGGGCCCCCGAGCCCCCCGAGTCCCTACGGCTACGGCTCCGGCTCTTACGCTCTGCTACCCTTCGGCCTCTTACGCTCTGCTACCCTTTCCCCTACGGCGGTCGGGGGCTCGGGGGCCCCCAGCCCCAAGTTGGGGCAGGGGCTCGTTGGCCGCCCCCTCGATGGCCGGGGGCGGCCATCGAGCCCCCGGCCAACGAGGGGGCCCCCAACCCCAGCCTTGGGGCTGGGGCCCCCGAGCCTCTCCTCTACCACTTCGTTCCCTTCGGTCCGGTCCGGTACGGCTACGGCTCCGGCTCCTCTACCACTTCGTTCCCTCCGGTAAGGTCCGGCTTGGTTTTTCCATTTATAAATAAGTTTAGCTAGACCCCTTCGGTCTAAACTTATTTATAAATGGAAAAACCTACAGAGAGGGGGCTCGATGGCCGCCCTGTCCTTGTTTTTCCTCCTTCCCTCCGGCTCCCTTCCTCCCTCTCCTCCCTTCTTCCCTACGGCTCTCCCTTCCCTCTACCACTTCGTTCCCTCCGGCTCCGGCTCTCCTTCCCTCCGGTCCGGTTCGGTCCGGTCCGGGTAGACCACTTCGTTCCCTACGGCTACGGCTACGGCTACGGCTCCGGCTACCCTCCGGTCCGGTCCGGCTTAAACCTAAGTATAGACCGAAGGGGTCTAGCTATACTTAGTTTTAAACCGGAGGGGCTATATGGCCGCCACCCGGCCCGGGGGCGGAGAAAAACAAGGAAAGAAGGAGGCCTCCTTCGGCGGGTTCGATGGACACCCCTTCTGCGGCCATCAAGGGGCTCGGGGGCCCCAGCCCCAAGTTGGGGCTGGGGCCCCCGACCATCGAGGGGAAGAACCCTTGTTTTTTCCTATTTAAACGGATTATATTCAAATATAATCCGTTTAAATAGGAAACCGGAGGGAAAGCAGAGGAAAGCCGGAGGGGTTCGTAGGCCACCCCCTCGATGGCCGCAGAAGGGGCGGCCATCGAGCCCCGGCCTTTCCTTGGTTTTTCCCATTATAATTAACTATAACTTTGTTATAGTTAATTATAATGGGAAAAACCAAGGAAGAGGGGAAAGCGGTGCTTGGAAAGCAACCGCCTTAAAGTTGCTCCGCACCTTTAAAAGGTTCTTCTGCCTGAGCAGCCTGAACAGGAAGAGGGTAGAGGGCTGTACACTTATAAGTAAGTAAGTTAAGTAAAGTTAAGTAAAGTTAAGTATAGTTAAGTTAAGTATAGTAAAGTTAAGTATAGTTAAGTATAGTTAAGTTAAGTGTGCCGCCCTTACCGCTCTTCCTCTACAGCTTCCTTTTTAACCCTAGGAGAAAAAGGAAGAGGCTGCAAGAACTGCTCGTACGTGATTTTTTAGATTAAAGATGCAGAAAGAAGGGATTATTGGTACCTAGGAGTACTGGTTTGTATAAATATACTAATTTTTGATTATAAACCCTCAAGTGGTACTTGTAAAAAATTAGCTAATTCTGAAGCTTGTTTTTCAATTTCTTTTAGAGTTAAAGGTTCCCCAATGCCTGTCAAAGGGATTTCACGATTTCCTTTTAATTTTAAAAAAATAGTACGTTGTGAATCTAAACCTTGTTTTAAAAGCACTTTAATGGCCATAACTTCTTTAATGGAGTAAGATAAATCAATTCTGCGAGTTTTTCCGGGATAACCCCACCTAAAAATACGTATAGAATTATCTAGTTTATTAAATTCATTAAAACCACCACCTACGTTCCAAAAAATGTTAAACCACCAATATAAACTTAAAAGTAAACCGATGCTACCATAAAAAGACATTAGTAAACCTTGTGGAAAAAAAGAAAGATCTTTAATTTGTAAAAACGGGACTAAATTTACACCAATATAAGCAGATATTCCGCTTAATAAAAACCCACAGGAACCTAATAAAATAAGACAAGCCCACCAATAATTACTTATTCGTCTTTCACCTATAATAATATAACGTCGAATTTTCGGTTTACTTAACTTTGTTGTATTTGCAATATTATTAATCATATTTTAACTATTATTTAATTTCCTTTCCTGTTTCTAAAAGGAATTTTTTCCTTTTAATCTTCTTGCTAGTGTCGAGACCGACCGGTGCGGAGCAACCGGTCGGGGGTTCGATGGCTCTTCCTTGGTTTTTCCCCTTAAAACTAAGTATAGACCGAAGGGGTCTAGCTCTACTTAGTTTTAAGGGGAAAAAACAAGGAAGGGCTTGGGGGCCCCTGCCCCAAGTTGGGGCTAGGGGCCCCCGACCCCAGCCCCAAGGCTGGGGGCCCCCCCGACCACCCCTTCTGCTGGCCATCGAACCCCCGAGCGGTTGCTCCGCACAAGAATACCGGTGCTTCCTTGGTTTTTCCCATTATAATTAACTATAACTTAGTTATAGTTAATTATAATGGGAAAAACCAAGGGTGGCTCTTCCTTGGTTTTCTCCCTCCTTCCCTACGGCTCCGGCTTAAAACTAAGTATAGACCGAAGGGGTCTAGCTATACTTAGTTTTAAGCCGGAGCCGTAGGGAAGGAGGGAGAAAGAACGGGCTTTTCCTTGGTTTTTCCCATTAAAATGAACTATAACTAAGTTATAGTTCATTTTAATGGGAAAAACCAAGAACGGGCTTGGGGGCCCCCTCGTTGGCCGGGGGCGGCCAACGAGCCCCTGCCCTAACTTGGGGCAGGGGCTCGTTGGCCGCCCCCGGCCAACGAGGGGGCCCCCAACCCCTGCCCCAAGTTGGGGCAGGGGCTCGTTGGCCGCCCCCGGCCAACGAGGGGGCCCCCAACCCCAGCCCCAGTATGGGCTGGGGCCCCCGACCACCCCCCTCGATGGCCTCCTTCTTTCCTTGTTTTTTCCCTTAAACCTAAGTATAGTCATACTATACTTAGGTTTAAGGGAAAAAACAAGGACAGGGCGGGTTCGATGGCCACCCCGGCCATCGAGGGGCCATCGAGCCCTTCCTTGGGTTTTCCCATTAAAATGAACTATAACTTAGTTATAGTTCATTTTAATGGGAAAAACCAAGGAAGGGCTCGGGGGCCCCAGCCCATAGTATGGGCTGGGGCCCCCGAGCGGCCATCGATCCCCGGCCATCGAGGGGAAAGCAACTTTAAGGCGGTTGCTTTCCTTTCCTCTACCCCTCCGGCCTCTACCACTTCGTTCCAGAGCACCGTAGGGAACCGGTGAGGTGCCTTTTCCCATTATAAATAAGTTTAGCTAGACCCCTTCGGTCTAAACTTATTTATAATGGGAAAAGGAACCTCACCGGTTCCCTACGGTGCTCTGGAACGAAGTGGTAGAGGCCGGAGGGGTAGAGGAAAGGAAGCACAAGAAGACCTGTTTCGCAGGGCTCCTTACTTACTTATAAGAACTAGATTAATTAATATAGTTCTTATAAGTAAGTAAGTAAGTAAGTAAGTAAGTAAGTAAGAAATTTCAGAAAATCCTCAGGCCCCAGAGTATGGGCTGTAAGAAGGCCTGCTCTTCGGCTTTAAAACAAAGGAAGGCCTAGACTAATTAACTTATAAGTTAATTAGTCTAGGAAATTCCCTATAGCCGGGACTGAAAGGTCCAGCTTGCAGTGGCTCGTAGTCTTACTTACTTATAAGACCCCAAGCACCCCGGATCCAGATAGTCCTTTCAGTCCGGGGGCTCTTATTCCCTTTAGGTTTTACTTACTTATAAGTAAGACCCCGGATTGAAAGGACTGAAAGGTTGCGGGGTGCTATGCAGCAGTTCTTGCGTACTGAAAGGACTGAAAGGGCGAGGTTACTTAAGTATTATAACTAATTTTATTTAAATATAATTAGTTATAATACTTAAGTAACCGACAGAGCTGCGGTTCCTTTGTTTCCCATACAAGATTAATTAATCTTGTATGGGAAACCAAGGGAGCCGCCGTAAAGCAGTTCTCTAGGAGACTCCTTTGTTTTTTGCTGCAGAAGACCTTTCAGTCTGTCCTTTGTTTCATAGCTTAAAGAAGAGGGAACCGGCTGGTCGCAGAAGAAGAGCCGGTTGGAACACCCTTTTCTAATTAACTATAACTTAATAAGTTATAGTTAATTAGAAAAGGGTGTTCCAACCGGCTCTTCTTCTGCGACCAGCCGGTTCCCTCTTCTTTAAGCTATGAAACAAAGGACAGACTGAAAGGTCTGCTACCCAAGTCCGGGGTATCCCTTTCCGGTCTAGGGACTTACTTACTTATAAGAGCACTGAAAGGTCTTCCTCCTGGTTCCCTGCGGCTTATAAACTTGGGGCTTTCCTTTGTTTTAAAGCCGAAGAGCGGCTGGTCTTCTTTAAACGCCGAAGAACCCCTTTATAACTTATTCTTATAAGTAAGTAAGTAAGTTCTAATGCCCAAGAACTCCTTCTAGGGGTTCTTCTCTTAGGCCCAGCCTACGAAAGAGCAGTGGGCCCCTTTACTCTTATGTAAGTTTCATAGCGGAAGAGGGAACCGGCTGGTTCCCTGGTGGTACCGGTGGAACACCCGGCTGCTGAGCCTTTAAAAGAGGAATTTTTACCATTATAAATAAGTTTAGTTATACCGAAGGGGCTCTAGGGCCGCCCCCTCGATGGCCTCCTTCTTTCCTTGTTTTCTCCGCCCCCGGGCCGGGTGGCGGCCATATAGCCCCTCCGGTTTAAAACTAAGTATAGCTAGACCCCTTCGGTCTATACTTAGGTTTAAGCCGGACCGGACTCGGGGGCCCCAGCCCCAAGGCTGGGGCTCGGGGGCCCCCATAGTTGGGGCTGGGGGCCCCCCCAACCGGAGGGTAGCCGGAGGGTAGAAGGGAGCCGGAGGGGTAGAGGAAAAACAAGGACAGGGCGGCCATCGATCCCGCCGGTTCCCTACGGTGCTCTGAGGCTGCTTCGCAGAAGGGGCGGTCATCGAGCCCGCCGGTGCGGAGCAACCGGCGGTTGCTCCGCACAAGAAGACCGGTGCTTGGAGGCTGCTTCTACGAGGGGGTTCTTCTCTTCCCCTCGATGGCCGGGGTGGTCGGGGGCCCCAGCCCATACTTGGGGCTGGGGTCGGGGGCCCCCAGCCCCAAGTATGGGCTGGGGCCCCCGAGCCCTTCCTTGGTTTTCTCCCTCCTACCCTCCGGCTCCGGCTTAAAACCTACTAAGTATAGCTAGACCCCTTCGGTCTATACTTAGTAGGTTTTAAGCCGGAGCCGGAGGGTAGGAGGGAGAAAACCAAGGAAGAGCCATCGAACCCTTGTTTTTTCCCATTCTACTTAACTATAACTAAGTTATAGTTAATTAGAATGGGAAAAAAAGGAAAGGCCGCGCGCCCCCGGAGCCGCCCTCTTCCCTTGGTTTTTCCCATTCTAATTACTATAACTAAGTTATAGTTAATTAGAATGGGAAAAACCAAGGAAAGAGGGAGCCCGCCTTTAACCGAAGGGGAAAGAGGGAGGCCTACTCTTCTTGCAGAAGGGCGGCGATTCCGGCAGCCTGTACTTATTTATAATGGTAAAAATTCGGTGTTTTTCCCCTCTTTCCCTCCTTTAAAAGTGGAATTTTTACCATTATAAATAAGTTTAGTCAGACCGAAGGATCCTGTACTTATTTATAATGGTAAAAATTCCACTTTTAAAGGAGGGAAAGAGGGGAAAAACATAGGGTTCGATGGCCACCCCTTCTGCGGCCTCCTTCTTTCCTTGTTTTTTCCATTAAAACTAAGTATAGACCGAAGGGGTCTAGCTATACTTAGTTTTAATGGAAAAAACAAGGACAGGGCGGCCATCGAGCCCCGGCTGCTTCAACGAGGGGCCCTTCCTTCCCTCCCCTCTTTCCCTTCGGCTCCTCTCCCTCCTACCCCCCGGCTCCGGTCCGGTACGGCTCCGGCTCTTACGCTCTGCTACCCTTCGGCCTCTTACGCTCTGCTACCCTTCGGTCCCTCTGGTACGGCTACGGCTCCGGCTCTCTCTTTCTGCTACCCTTCGGCCTCTCTCTTTCTGCTACCCTTCGGCCGACAGAGCTCTGCTACCCTTCGGTCCCTCCGGTCCGGTACGGCTACGGCTCCGGCTCTCCCTTCCCCTCTTACGCTTCGCTCCCTCCGGCTCTTTCCCTCCAGTCCCTACGGCTCCGGCTACCCTCCGGTTCGGTAAGGTCCGGCTAGGTTTTCTCCACCCCCTATATGGCCGGAAGAAGGGCGGCCATATAGCCCCTTCGGTTTATAATTAACTATAACTTTGTTATAGTTAATTATAAGCCGGAGCCGTAGGGACCGGAGGGAAAGAGCCGGAGCCGTAGCCGGACCGGACCGAAGGGAAGGAGAGCCGGAGCCGTACCGGAGGGAAGGAGACGAAGTGGTAGAGGGAAGGAACCGGAGCCGTAGGGACCGAAGGGTAAGAGCCGGACCGGAGGGAAGGAGCCGAAGGGTAAGAGGGCCGTAGCCGGAGGGGTCGGGGGCCCCAGCCTTGGGGCCCCCGAGCGGAACGAAGTGGTAGAGGGGAAAACATAGGAAGAGGGGGCGGGCGGGTTCGATGGCCACCCCGTCCCTGCCTTCCCCTCCTACCCTCCGGTTCTTACGCTCTGCTACCCTTCGGCTCCTCTCCCTCCCCTCTTACACTTCGTTCCCTACGGCTCCGGCTCCGGTCCGGTACGGCTCCGGCTCTTACGCTCTTCTACCCTTCGGTCGGGGGGGCCCCAGCCCATAGTATGGGCTGGGGCCCCCCCGAGTTCCTACGGCTCCGGCTCCGGCTCCTCTACCACTTCGCTACCCTATCCCCTACGGCGGCCTCCTTCCTTCCCTCCGGTCCGGTTCGGTTCGGTCCGTCTATGTTTTCCTCCCCTCTACCACTTCGTCTCCTTCCCTCCGGTACGGCTCCGGCTCTTACGCTTCGCTCCCTACGGCTCCGGCTTAAAACTAAGTTTAGCTCTACCCCTTCGGTCTAAACTTAGGTTTAAGCCGGACCGGAGGGTAGCCGGAGCCGTAGCCGTAGGGAACGAAGTGGTAGAGGGGAGGAAGGGAGCCGGAGGGGTAGAGGAAAACATAGGAAGAGGGGACATCGCGCCTGCTTCTACGAGGGGACGTAATTTTTACCATTATAAATAAGTTTAGACCGAAGGGAAAGAGCCTCAGCCGGAGCCGGAGCCGTAGCCGGACCGGAGGGTAGCCGGAGCCGTAGGGTAGGAGGAAGGAACCGGAGCCGTAGGGACCGGAGGGAAAGAGGGGAGCCGTAGCCGAAGGGGCGGTAGGAGGGGAGCTGGACTTATTTATAATGGTAAAAAGATCTAGCCCATTATAATTAACTATAACTAAGTTATAGTTAATTATAATGGTAAAAACCAAGGAAAGCAAGGCCGCCCTTCTTCTCTTCAAGCAGGCCGTTCGAGGAATAAGGGCTGCAGGAAGCGCTGCCGGGAAACCGCGGAGCAACCGGTTGCTCCGCACCGGTCTTCTTCGAACGGACGGTCCTTCGGTTCTTGCAACAGCTGCTTATAAGAGGGGTGCCAAAACGGTGCTCGCCGAAGGAGCCCGGGGGGTTCCCCCGCTTAAAGAAGGAAGAAGGAGGAGAAACCTGCTGGAATCTTAGAGGTTCCATTATAAATAAGTTTAGTTAGACTAAAATGACTTCTAAGGGTGCACGCTCTTCGGCTATAAACTCTTTCATTTTTATGTAACTTTCCTAGCCGAAGAGCGGGGAACCAGCAGTTCTGAGAGCGTTTGGAACACCCTTTATAACTTATAAGTAAGTATTATAATGGGTGCTCCTATAAACCGCTCTCAGAACTGCTGGGTCCCCGCTCTTCGGCTATAAAACAAAGGGAAGTTTTCCTATTAGAATTCACTCTACTTAGGTATTGTGAATTCTAATAGGAAAACGGAACACCTTGCCCAGGCCAAACTCTGGTCTTCCCCTTTCAGTCCTGCGGCTGCTGGTGGCTTTCCCCTCGATGAAGCAGGCTCGATGGACGCCCCTTCTGCGGCCATCGAGGGGGTGGTCGGGGGCCTTGGGGCTGGGGCCCCCGAGCCATCGATGGCCGCAGAAGGGGCGTCCATCGAGCCTGCTTCATCGAGGGGAAAGCCTTCTGCCTCTTCCTTGGTTTTTCCCCTTATAATTAACTATATTTAAATAGAATTAATTATGTCTGCTGCTTGGTTTTTCCCATTATAACTAAGTTTAGACCGAAGGGGTCTAGCTAAACTTATTTATAAAGGGAAAAGGGTTCGTAGGCCACCCCCGGCCGCAGAAGGGGCGGCCCTCGAGCCCTGTCCTTGTTTTTTCCCCTTAAACCTAAGTATAGTTAGACTATACTTAGGTTTAAGGGGAAAAAACAAGGACAGGGCTCGAGGGCCGCCCCTTCTGCGGCCGGGGGTGGCCTACGAACCCTTTTCCCATTATAATTAACTATAACTTAGTTATAGTTAATTATAATGGGAAAAACCAAGGAAAGCCGCTGCCCCCTCTTACTTACCGAAGGGTATTCCCGAAGGGTATTCCCGAAGGGTACTGGCTTACTCTCTTACTTACTCTCTTACTCTCTTACTCTCTTACTCTCTTACTCTCTTACTCTCTTACTTAGCGAAGCGTACTGGCCACTACCCTTCGGTTACTTAGCGAAGCGTACTGGCTTACTTACTTACTTAGCGTAGCGGACTGGCTTACGTACTTACTTACTTACTTACTTACTTACTTACTTACTTATAAGTCAGGCACCGTTTTTATTATAAGAGGTATACTTAATAAGAAAAAAGGAAGAAAGCGCAGCCTGGGGGTATTCATCTGGTTGCGTACGCAGAGATAAGTAAGGAAGAGCTGCTTATATTAAGATGCCGACGGTATTCCGGGTCCTCGCATTCTCACTAGGGGGAAACGGAAGACTGCGAGGACATGGAAGACCGGCTTACGCAAACTACGGTTTCTAAAAGAAGAAGAACAGTCGGTGCGTAGCAACCGGTTGCTACGCACCGACTGTTCTTCTTCTTTTAGAAACCGTAGTTTGCGTAAGCCGTAGGAATATCCCCTTCTTTAAGCAACGTAGTTGCGTAAGATCCTAAAAAAAGAAGAAAAAAGCAGAAAGGGGCGCTTCTGCCGCCATCAACTTATAAGTAAGTAAGTTTACGAAAAGCAGTGGAACAAAAGAAGGTTAAAAATCTATTAAATTACATAAATTGTTCATTTAATACTAATTTAACGTTTATTATATTGTGTTGCTTTACGGGCTTTTTTTAAACCATATTTTCTACGTTCTTTAACACGTGAATCTTGTGTTAAATAACCTTTATCTTTTAATTGTTTACGTATATAATCACTATTCGTTAACCCTTCTTTTTGAGATAATAAATTAGAAGTCGTTACTGTAAGGTCTACTGTAGAAACTGTATCTGTTTTTTTTTGAAAACTTAAACTACAAATAGCACGTGCTAAGCCTAGTTTAATTGCTTCTGCTTGACCTACTAAACCACCCCCTTTAACTTTTACAATAGTATCAATGTTATCTACATGCAAACTATTTATTTCTACAGTTGGCGTAATATCTGTTATTATTTCACTAGAAGATACATTTAAAACAGATAGTGGATTTTTTATAGTAAGAAGTAAACAAGTATTATTATGTAAATATTGTTGTGCAGATAATTGATTAATAATAAATAAACCCGTTCCTTTTATAATTTGGACTTGTGCAACAGCTTCTTTTCGTCTACCTACACCACGTGCTAAAATTTCCATTTTTTGTATTTAGAATCCATCTTTTTTTCTTATTGTTTTTTCAGAGTCTAGAGGATTTTTGTTTTTGTTTTTTCTAGTAGCCTTTTAGCATAAAGTCCCGCATAAAGGCTGCTTCCTATTTTAATCCCTTATTTCTTTATATGCTACGCTCACTTATATATAAGTAAGTAAATAAGTAATAGTTTTCCCTAGGGGAAATCTTACTTACTTATAAGAGCCGGAGGTATCTGAAAGAAACGGCCTCCTGCAGGTCTTCCTATATTCATACCCCCTTAGCTTACGAGGCTGGCGGGGTTAGGGGCTCTTCCTTGTTTTTCTCCTACCCTTCGGTTCCTTTTCCCATTATAAATAAGTTTAGACCGAAGGGGTCTAGCTAAACTTATTTATAATGGGAAAAGGAACCGAAGGGTAGGAGAAAAACAAGTAAAGGCTCTTCCTTGGTTTTTCCCCCTCGTTGGCCGGGGGCGGCCAACGAGCCCCTTAAAACTAAGTATAGACCGAAGGGGTCTAGCTATACTTAGTTTTAAGCCGGAGCCGGAGCCGTAGGGAGCGAAGCTAGAGAGGGGAGGGAGAAAGAACGGGCTTTTCCTTGGTTTTTCGGCCCCCAGCCCCAAGTTGGGGCTGGGGGCCCCCGACCATTAAAATGAACTATAACTTAGTTATAGTTCATTTTAATGGTCGGGGGCCCCCAGCCCCAACTTGGGGCTGGGGGCCGAAAAACCAAGGACGGGCTCGGGGGCCCCCAGCCCATAGTTGGGGCAGGGGCCCCCAACCCCTGCCCATAGTTGGGGCAGGGGTTGGGGCCCCTGCCCCAACTATGGGCTGGGGGCCCCCGAGCCCCCAACCCCAGCCCCAAGTATGGGCTGGGGCTCGGGGCCCCCAGCCCATAGTCTGGGCTGGGGCCCCCCGACCGCCCTTCTTCTATCCTTAAAGTCCTAATAAGTGGAAGAAGGGCAAGTTTAAAGGCCTGGCATAGAGCAGGGAAGACCTTTCAGTGGCTCTTCCCCTGCCTTTACCCTTCGGTCGCCGCTGCTTTCCCCTCTTCCTATGTTTTCCTCTTACGCTTCGCTCCCTCCGGCTTAAAAATAAGTTTAGACCGAAGGGGTAGAGCTAAACTTATTTTTAAGCCGGAGGGAGCGAAGCGTAAGAGGAAAACATAGCCGGACCGAACCGAACCGGACCGGACCGGAGGGTAGCCGGAGCCGGAGGGAGCGCAGCGTAAGAGGGAATGGAGAGCCGGAGGGTAGAAGGCCGGAGGGTAGAAGGCCGGACCGGACCGGAGCCGTAGCCGTAGGGACCGGAGGGAAAGAGCCGGAGCCGTACCGGAGCCGGAGCCGTAGGGAACGAAGTGTAAGAGGGGAGGGAGACGAAGTGGTAGAGGGGAGGGGAGAACCGGACCGGAGCCGTAGGGAACGAAGTGGTAGAGGGGAGAGAAGGAAGGAAGGGCCGGGGCTATATGGCCGCCCTTCTTCCGAAGCAGCCCTCCTTCGGCGGGCTATATGGCCGCCCCTTCTGCGGCCGGGGGTGGTCGGGGGCCCCAGCCCATACTATGGGCTGGGGCTCGGGGGGCCCCAGCCCATAGTATGGGCTGGGGCCCCCCGAGCCATCGAACCCTTGTTTTTTACCTTTATAATTAACTATAACTTAGTTATAGTTAATTATAATGGTAAAAAACAAGGACGAGCCGAAGGAGGGGCCCACCCCGCCCGGAGTATGGGGCAGCTCTGCGCCCCTTAAAGGAGCAGAAGAACCCCTTTCAGTCTTGGGGAAGAGCCACTGAAATCGGCCCCAACCAGCCCCGTATCCGGGGAAGAAAGTAAGACCTTTCAGTGGACTGAAAGGTCTTACTTCCTTCCCCGAATTTCTCCCGCAGCAGGACTGAAAGGTCTTCTGCTGCTGTTCTGCGGAGTCTGGGGGCAGCTCTGCGCCCTCGGAGCAGCCCCTTTCAGTGCCCGTTCACTCTTATGTAAGTTTCATAGCGGAAGAGGTAACCGGCTGCTGGTGGCTTTCCTATGTTTCGACCCCGCCCATTAGAATTAACTAAGTTATAGTTAATTCTAATGGGCGGGGTCGAAACATAGCAGCAGTCCTTCTGCCACTGAAAGGGTCGAGTCTCAGAAGCCTGTCTGCTGCTTGGTTTTTCCCTTCCCCTCGTAGAAGCAAAGAGCAGGGGCTCGATGGCCGCCCTTCTTACGAAGCAGCCGGGGGCTCGATGGCCGCCCGCCGAAGGAGGCCGCAGAAGGGGTGGCCATCGAACCCTTGGTTTTTCCCATTATAATTAACTATTACTAAGTTATAGTTAATTATAATGGGCGGGGTCGAAACATAGCTTCCTCTCTTTCCCCTCGTAGGCCGCCCTTCTGCGGCCTACGAGGCAGAAGGAAGAGAATTTTTACCATTATAAATAAGTTTAGTTAGACCGAAGGATCCACCTTCTTTGTCCTAATATGTTTCGACCCCGCCCATCATAATTAACTATAACTAAGTTATAGTTAATTATGATGGGCGGGGTCGAAACATAGCAGAACAGCGGACTTATTTATAATGGTAAAAATTACGTCCTTTTCCCATTATAATTAACTATAACTTAGTTATAGTTAATTATAATGGGAAAAGGAAAGCCCTTTGTTTCCTACATTAACTAACTTACTTACTTATAAGTAAGTAAGTTAGTTAATGTAGGAAACAAAGGAAAGGAACCTTTCAGTCTTACTAACTAAGAGTAGAAGTTTTCTTATTAAGTTTATTATAAATAAACTTAATAAGAAAACTACTGAAAGGGTCTTCCCCCTCGATGGCCGGGGGCGGCCATCGAGCCCCCTGCTGTTCTTCGGAAACCGCCAGATACTGAAAGGTCTACTGCCGGTACTGAAAGGTCTTCCTCCTACTGCGGAGGCCTTTTAAAAGACTTAACTTTACTTAAATTAACTTAACTTATAAGTAAATGCCACTTATAAGTAAGTAAGTAAGTAAGTAAGTAAGTAAGTAAGTAAGTAAGTAAAACTTGTAAGGATCCGGGCCGTTGTGGCTAGGGGCCTTACTTATATTATAACTAAGTCTTGGGGCGTTGTGGCAGGGGCTCTTATTCTTATTAAGTTTAGGTCTTGTAAGTAAGTAGGTAAGACCCCTCCACTGAAATAACTGGAAGGGGCCCATCCTTTAAGTTCAGTCCTTTCAGTCCGGGTACGGCCTACGAGAATAACCCCTAACCATAATTCCCTTAAATCAAAATCAGTCTGCGGGAACCAGCAGCCGGTCAACGCGCATACGCCGCCCGTCTTTATGCAAGTACGCAGCAGGAGGAAGACCTTTCAGTAACACTTAACTTATAAGTACGTAAGTAAGCCAGTACCCTTCGGTAAGCCAGTACTTCGTTTTTTAAAAAGCCCTTCCATTTAGTTAAAGGCCTTTCAGTCACGGTTGCTAAAAGAAGGGCGACTTCTTACTGTTGGAGCGAAGCAGCGCCCCCCCCCCAGCCCCGAAGGGACAGAAGACCTTTCAGTGCCGAGAACACTTTAAAGTAAAAAAAGCTTAGTTTTAGAGTCCCAAAGCAAAAGGTTCCTCCATTTTGGAACGGAAGAAGTCCCCTTCTTACTTCTTAGTTACCGCTTATAAGTAAGACTTATAAGTAAGTAAGCCAGTCCGCTTCGCTAAGCTAGTACGCTTCGCTAAGTAACCGAAGGGTAGTGGGCCGTCCTCCGCTTTCCCTCCGGTTTCCCATTAAAATTAACTATAACCAGGTTATAGTTAATTTTAATGGGAAAAACCAAGGAAACGCTTCGCTAAGCCAGTCCGCTTCGCTAAGCCAGTCCGCTACGCTAAGCCAGTACGCTTCGCTAAGTAACCGAAGGGTAGTGGGCCGTCCTTGGTTTTTCCCATTAAAATTAACTATAACCAGGTTATAGTTAATTTTAATGGGAAAAACCAAGGAAACGCTACGCTAAGCCAGTACGCTTCGCTAAGTAACCGAAGGGTAGTGGGCCAGGACGCTTCGCTAACCGAAGGGTAGTGGGCCAGGACGCTTCGCTAACCGAAGGGTAGTGGGCCAGGACGCTTCGCTAAGTAAGTAAGATTTCCCCTAGCGGGAGCAAAGCAGGCTGAACTTAGAAGTGTTCAGCCAAAAATAGTCTCCCTTTGGAGCTTGAGCCACAAGCACTAAACTTAGAAGCACAGCCTGCAGGAATCGCAAGAAGACCAAAAACACTTAACTTATAAGTAAGTAAGTGACCGAAGGGGCTTCTGCCACAGGAAGAAGAGGAAACCCTGGCTTAACTTATAAGTAGAACAGCTATTCTTAAATAAGCCCTAAGACCTCGTAATAAAATTAGAAGTATAGCATTTAGGAAGAGCAGGCAGCCATGTAATTAAAAATATTAAAAAAAAAAATAAACTATAAAATTTAACAAAAACATTATCTATTAACAAAATACTTTCACCTATTTAGGTATCTACGTTTACTCTAAACTAAACTAAAAAAAAATGCTGTTTTCTTATTTTACTATTCATTATAAGAAATTATCCATCTTAAAAGAACTAGAATACTAATTGGCTGGCTGGTTTGTAAACTAGGTAGTATATTTTTAAAATAGTAAAAAAGAGTTGTTATATATTCCTGATCCATTTCTTCTTTCCCTACTATTCTGTTCTTTTCCTAAACCCCGGTTCTATTAGAAAAGTAGACTCCTAGCTCTCAACAGAAAAGGTTATTTTTTTTTTTCCAGTCGGTCAAGTGATTGTTTGTGGAGCTCAGCGATTCGTTATTCTTTTTCCGTATGTGCAGGCTTTTCTGTTTTTCTTACGCAACTTCATTGCTAAAAGGAGCAGCACTTATGAGTAAAGTAAGTCTTATAATAAGGTAGTCCCTCCCCCCCCCTCCCCTTCTTTTTTTACTCCGCAGTTCTACTTTTTAGGGGTGTTCCACTTCTAAATGGAACACCTGTTCCCCCCCCCCTATGGGTCTTCCTGCTTTCTAAAGCCGCCTTCCTTTGACTGGGTGGGCTGCTTCTTTTAGCAACCGTGACTGAAAGGTCTTGCCCCTTCTAAGTAAGTCCGCAGAAGGAGGAAGACCTTTCAGTCTGAAAGGGGACGCTTGGGGCTCCGTGGCAACTATGCGCCCCTTACCGAAGGGGAAAGAGGCCGAATACCCACCCTTCTATAAGACCCCCTCGTAGTCCGGGGCTCCAAGCCTCGGCGCATAGAGCCCTTTGTCCTGCTCTTCGGCTATGAAACTTACATAAGAAAATGGCGGCTGCGAAACCGGCGAGTTTACCATTATAAATAAGTTTAGTTAGACCTCTTCTTCTGCTTTCCCCTCTTCCCCTCGATGGCCGGGGCTCGATGGCCGCCCCTTCTGCGGCCATCGAGGGGGTGGCCATCGACCCCTATGTTTTTCCCCCTCGTTGGCCGGAAGAAGGGCGGCCAACGAGCCCCTTAAAAATAAGTTTAGCTAGACCCCTTCGGTCTAAAATTTTAAACCGAAGGGGCTATATGGCCGCTCGGGGAGCCCCAGCCCATAGTATGGGCTGGGCCCCCCCGACCCTGTCCTTTTTTCCCTTAAACCTAAGTATAGACCGAAGGGGTCTAGCTATACTTAGTTTTAAACCGGAGGGGCTGAGAAAAACAAGGAAAGAAGGAGGCCCGGGGGTGAAGAAACCATAGCCGGACCGAACCGAAGCCGAAGCCGTACCGGAGCCGTAGCCGTCCCGGACCGGACCGAAGGGAACGAAGTGGTAGAGGAGAGGCCGCCGTAGGGGAAAGGGTAGCAGAGCGTAAGAGGACGAAGTGGTCTACCCGGACCGGACCGGAGGGAACGAAGTGGTAGAGGAGCCGGACCGGACCGGACCGGAGGGAAGCCGGAGGGTAGAAGGCCGGAGGGTAGAAGGCCGGACCGAAGGGTAGCCGGAGCCGTAGGGACCGAAGGGTAGCAGAGCGTAAGAGGGAAGGAAGGAAGGGAGGGGAGAGGAGGGAGGGAGAGCCAGAGCCGTAGCCGTCCCGGACCGGAGGGACCGAAGGGTAGCAGAGCGTAAGAGGCCGAAGGGTAGCTCTGTCGGCCGAAGGGTAGCAGAGCGTAAGATCCGGAGCCGTAGGGACCGAAGGGTAGCAGAAAGAGAGAGCCGGACCGGACCGAAGCCGTAGCCGTACCGGAGCCGTAGCCGTACCGGAGGGTAGGAGCCGAAGGGTAGCAGAGCGTAAGAGGGGAGGGAGCCGAAGGGTAGCAGAAAGAGAGAGCCGGAGCCGGACCCGAGGGAAGGAGAGAACCGGAGGGTAGGAGCCGTAGGGGAGGGGAGAGCCGGACCGAAGGGTAGCCGGAGCCGTAGGGAACGAAGTGGTAGAGGGAAGGAAGGGAGGGGAAGGAAGGGCCCCTCGTTGGCCGGGGTGGACTTCGAACCCGGGGCTATATGGCCGCCCGCCGAAGGAGGCCATCTAGGGGTGGCCTTTCCTTGGTTTTTACCATTATAAATAAGTTTAGCTAGACCCCTTCGGTCTAAACTTATTTATAATGGTAAAAACCAAGGAAAGGCCGCCCCTAGATGGCCTCCTTCGGCGGGCGGCCATATAGCCTGCTTCTACGAGGGGCAGGAAAGAAGCAGCCGCTCTTCTGCTATAAACTTCCGAGCTTTCGATGGGTGTTCTTCAAGAAACGCTCTTCTTGTGCGGAGCAACTTTAAGGCGGTTGCTCTTCCTTTCCTCCCTCCTTCCCTACGGCTCCGGTTCCCTTTGTTCCTTTTCCCATTATAAATAAGTTTAGACCGAAGGGGTCTAGCTAAACTTATTTATAATGGGAAAAGGAACCTCACCGGTTCCCTACGGTGCTCTGGAACGAAGTGGTAGAGGCCGGAGGGGTAGAGGAAATGAAGCACAAGAAGACCGGTTTCCCATAAGTTTTCCTATTCTAATTAACTATACTTAGGTTAATAGGAAAACTCCTGAAAGGGGCCGCCCCTACCCTTGGGCAGCGAAGCCCCTTTCAGGGCCCCTTCGTTCCCGGCAGAAATCCTTTCAGTGCCACTGAATTCCCTGCTTGCAGCCACTTTAAGCGGCCGGCCCCCTTTCAGTTCTTTCAGTGGCCCCTAGACTGAAAGCGGCTGCTGCAAGACTCTGGGACCCCTTCGGTCTCCGGGGCGGGGCCGCTTTCAGTGGCAAACGAAGGGGCCCCAGACTATGCAGCAGCAGAAGACCCTTCGGTCTCTCCCCTTCGGTCTGGTACCCTATCAGTGGCCCCTAGACCGAAGGGGTTCTTATAGAAACCCCCGGACTCCGAAGAACAGCAGCAGAAGACCTTACTTCTAGGGGCCAATGAAAGTGTACAGGCCACTGAAAGGTCTCCCCTGCTCTATGCCAGGCCACTGAAAGGTCTTCTGCCAGAAGAACAGCAGCCCCGACTGAATAGTACGGGGCGCCGAAGGAGAAGAACTGCTGACTGAAAGGTCCAAGTACTGAAAGTTATAAGACTTATACTTACTTACTTATAAGTGACCTTACAGTCTTGGGGGACAGCTGGCTGCTTCTTTCCTGCCCCTCGTAGGCCGCAGAAGGGCGGTCGGGGGGGCCCCAGCCCATAGTATGGGCTGGGGCCCCCGAGCCCCAGCCCATACTATGGGCTGGGTCCCCCGAGCCCCAGCCCATACTATGGGCTGGGGCCCCCGAGCCCTTCCTTCCCTCTTACGCTTCGCTCCCTACGGCTCCGGCTACCCTTCGGTCCGGCCTTCTACCCTCCGGCCTTCCCTCTACCACTTCGTCTCCCCTCTACCACTTCGTTCCCTCCGGCTTCGGTACGGCTCCGGCTTCCCTCCGGTCCGGTCCGGCTCTCCCCTCCCCTCTCTAGCTTCGCCTCCTCCCCTTCGGTACGGCTCCGGCTCTACCACTTCGTCCTCTTACGCTCTGCTACCCTTTCCCCTACGGCGGCCTCTCCTCTACCACTTCGTTCCCTTCGGTCCGGTCCGGTACGGCTACGGCTTCGGTCCGGTCCGGCCTTCCCTCTACCACTTCGTCCTCTCTAGCTTCGCCTCCTTCCCTCCGGTCCGGTACGGCTCCGGCTCTCCTTCCCTCCGGTCGGGGGCCCCAGCCCATACTATGGGCTGGGGCCCCCGAGTCCGGTCCGGCTTCCTCTACCACTTCGCTACCCTACGGCTCCCTTCCCCTCTACCACTTCGTTCCCTCCGGCTCCGGTCCGGCTCCCTCTACCACTTCGTCCCTCTACCACTTCGTCCTCTCTAGCTTCGCTCCCTCCGGTCCGGTTCCCTCTCTAGCTGCGCTCCCTACGGCTCCGGCTAACCTCCGGTCCGGTACGGCTCCGGGGGTTCGATGGCTCGGGGGACCCAGCCCATAGTATGGGCTGGGGCCCCCGACCACCCCCTGGCCATCGAAGGGGCGGAGCAACCGGCGGGTGCTACCCTCCGGTCCGGTCCGGCCTTCTACCCTCCGGCCTTCCCTCTTTCCCTCCGGTCGGGGGGGGCCCCAGCCCATACTATGGGCTGGGGGTCGGGGGCCCCTAGCCCCAACTTGGGGCAGGGGCCCCCAAGCCCGTCCTTGGTTTTTCCCATTAAAACTAAGTAGAGTCAGACTCTACTTAGTTTTAAGGGGAAAAACCAAGAGAGAGCCGTAGGGGACCCCAGCCCATACTATGGGCTGGGGGGCCCCTGCCCCAACTATGGGCTGGGGGCCCCCGAGCCCCCGAGTCCCTACGGCTCCGGCCTTCTACCCTCCGGCCTTCCCTCTACCACTTCGTTCCCTCCGGCTTTCCCTACGGTCCGGTCCGGTTCGGTTCGGTCCGGCTTGGAAAGATCCATTTAAATGAACTATAACTTAGTAGGTTATAGTTCATTTAAATGGATCTTTCCCCTCGTAGAAGCAGCCGCAGAAGGGCGGCCTACGAGCCCAAGGAAGAGCCCGAAGGAGCTTTCCCTCCGGGCTCTTCCTTGGTTTTTCCCCTTAAAACTAAGTATAGCTAGACCCCTTCGGTCTATACTTAGTTTTAACGGGAAAAACCAAGCCGGAGGGAAGAAGGGCTTGGGGGCCCCTGCCCCAAGTTGGGGCTAGGGGCCCCCGACCGCCCTTCTGCGGCCTTTCCTATGTTTTTCCCATTATACTTAACTATAACGTTGTTATAGTTAATTATAATGGGAAAAACATAGGAAGAGGCAGAAGGCTTTCCCCTCGATGAAGCAGCCGGGGCTCGATGGCCGCCCCTTCTGCGGCCGGGGGTGGCCATCGAACCCTTTTCCCTTTATAAATAATTATAAGTTCCTTATAATTATTTATAAAGGGAAAAGGGTTCGCTGGCCCCTCTTCCTATGTTTTCCTCTTACGCTTCGCTCCCTCCGGCTTAAACCTAAGTATAGACCGAAGGGGTCTAGCTATACTTAGTTTTAAACCGAAGGGGCTCGATGGCCGCCCCTTCTGCGGCCATCGAGGGGGTGGAGAAAACATAGGAGAGGCCGGGGTGGCCATCGAACCCACCCCCTCGATGGCCGCAGAAGGGGCGGCCATCGAGCCTGCTTCAGCGAGGGGTCCGAAGGGAGAATTTTTACCATTATAAATAAGTATAGCTAGACCCCTTCGGTCTATACTTATTTATAATGGTAAAAATTCCTAGCCCATTATAATTAACTAAGTTATAGTTAATTATAATGGGAAACCGGAGGGAAAGCGGAGTAAGAGCCGCGTACTGAGAGGATATCTGCTGCTGCAGGAAACAAAGGAGCGGCTTCGCTAGCCCCGAAAAACTAAGCTTCACTGCTTTAAAGTGAGGAAGTTTACTTACTTATAAGTTTATAATTAACTTTCATATAGGGAAAGTTAATTATAAACTTATAAGTAAGTAAACTTCCTAGGCCGAGACCTATAGGAAGAAGAGGTTCCCCTCCTATTAGTCCCGACTTACTTACTTATAAGTTAAGTAGTTTCGTTTTATAAGTTACGTCTACTTAAGTTAAGTCTTACTTTAAGTATACTTAGAAGTAAGACTTAACTACGATGTAAGAGCCTTGCCGCCTTTAGTCCCCTAAGAAGAACCCCCTCCAAGCACCCCGAAGAACAGCTAGGGAAGGCGGCTCCCCTACGTTTTCCTATTATAACTAACTATACTTAGGTATAGTTAGTTATAATAGGAAAACGTAGGGGAGCCGCCTTCCCTAGCTGTTCTTCGGGGTGCTTGGAGGGGGTTCTTCTGAAAGAGCATGCCCAAAAAACTACATGTTCTTCTGGGGGAGGGCTGTTCTTCTTACTAGTATCGCAGGAATACCCATAAAAATACTTAACATATCAGTCTGCGAAGATCTTATAAGACCTCTCCATTTTTTTATGTCCTAACAAGAAAGAAAATAAGGGGCTGCTTCGCGGCCGAAGAGCTGTACGCTCTAAGGGTGGAATGAAATATGAAAAGAAACAAATAACAAGCCCTTCTTATAAGTAAGTAAGTTTAAACTTTTTGTGCTGATAATTTTTTAACTTGTTCTAAAGCATTGAAACGGTCTGTAATTAAAGGCGCGTCTTGACGATCTTCGGTAAAATATTCATTTGGACGTGGACTACCAAAAACATCATAAGCTAAACCTGTACTTACAAAAAGCCAACCTGCAATAAATAAAGCAGGAACTGTGATACTATGAATAACCCAGTAACGAATACTTGTTAAAATATCTGAAAAAGGACGCTCTACTGGTTTTCCAGCCATACTATACTCCTTGGGGGTTTCCCATTAAATTTTGAACGTTTTGTGTGCTAATTTTATTATACTATATTTAAATTTTATTTTTAGATTTTTTTAGTTTATTAATAAAAAATAGGCTAACCATTTAGCTTTTTATATTTTAATGTTGCTCCCTTTCTTCTTCTTTTTTCCCATAGGAATTATTAAAGAAACCCGCTCTTCTTTTGCGGAGCAACCGGTCTTCATGGGGTTCGATGGCCCCTCTTCCTTGGGCCCGTAGGCCGCCCTTCTGCGGCCTACGAGCCCAAGGAGAGGCCGGGGCTCGATGGCCGCCCCTTCTGCGGTCGGGGGCCCCAGCCCATACTTGGGGCTGGGGCCCCCGAGCCATCGAGGGGGTGGCCATCGAACCCAGCAGAAGGGGTGGTCGGGGGCCCCAGCCCATACTTGGGGCTGGGGCCCCCGAGCCCCAGCTCGGGGGCCCCAGCCCCAAGTATGGGCTGGGGCCCCCAACCCCAACTTGGGGCTGGGGCTCGGGGGCCCCAAGTATGGGCTGGGGTTGGGGGCCCCTGCCCCAACTTGGGGCAGGGGCCCCCGAGCCCCCCCGAGCCATCGAACCCCCGAGCGGTTGCTCCGCACAAGAAGACCGGTGCTTCCTTTTCCCATTATAATTAACTATAACTAAGTTATAGTTAATTATAATGGGAAAAGGAAGCACCGGGTTACTTTTAAGAAGACTTTTGGTCTGGAGACTCTTTCTTTAGTTACCAAAACGCAAGTTTTGTCGACTACGGGCAAGAACTCCTGTAGACTGAAAGGTTCAGGCCTTTTAACGATCCGGGTGAGACCTTTCAGTGCTGCTTCCTAAAAAAAGAAGGCGACTGCAAGGACTGAAAGGATCCGGGCTTATAAGTTAAGTAATTCCCTAAGACCTTTCAGTGGCCCCCCCATCGTAGAAGCTCCTATGTATGACTTATAAGTAAGTAAGTAAGCCAGTACCCTTCGGTAAGTAAGATGGCGAGGTGCTCCGGTTTTGGTTTATAATTAACCTAAGTTAATTATAAACCAAAACCGGAGCACCTCGCCATCTTACTTACCGAAGGGTACTGGCTTACCGAAGGGTACTGGCTTTATGCCCGAAGGGTCTTCCCGAAGGGTCTTCCCGAAGGGTACTGGCTTACTTACTCTCTTACTTACTCTCTTACTCTCTTACTCTCTTACTCTCTTACTCTCTTACTCTCTTACTTACAAGTCCTACATAGGAGAGTGATGAGACTCGACCCTTTCAGTGTCCTTTGTTTCCTATACTAATTAACCTATAAGTTAATTAGTATAGGAAACAGGGACTTATACGTTTCGCTGCTGGCGGTCTTTCCGTTCCTATACTTACTATATTAATTAATATAGTAAGTATAGGAACTTTCTTATAAGTAAGTAAGTAAGTAAGTAAGTCTTTAAAAGGCTCTTATCCTTTGTTTCATATCGGAAGAGCGGCTTTCCCCTCGATGGCCACCCCCGGCCTCCTTCTGCGGGCGGCCATAAAGCCCCGGGTTCGAAGGCCACCCCGGCCAACGAGGGGCCCTTCCTTCCTTCTACCCTCCGGCTACCCTTCGGTCCGGCTCTCCCTCCCCTCCCCTACGGCTCCTACCCTCCGGTTCTCTCCTTCCCTCCGGTCCGGCTCCGGCTCTACCACTTCGTTCCCTACGGCTACGGCTCCGGCTCCGGTCCGGTCCGGCTCCTCTACCACTTCGTTCCCTCCGGTCCGGTCCGGCTTCCCTCCGGTCCGGTCCGGCTTCCCTCCGGTCCGGCTATGTTTTCTCCACCCCTCCGGTTTAAAAGTTTAGCTAGACCCCTTCGGTCTAAACTTATTTTTAAGCCGGACCGGAGGGTAGCCGGAGCCGGAGGGAACGAAGTGGTAGAGGGAACCGGAGGGTAGGAGGCCGAAGGGTAGCAGAAAGAGAGAGGAAAACATAGGAAGAGGGGAAAGATCCTTCGGTCTAACTAAACTTATTTATAATGGTTGCAAAAACCCCACTGAAAGGGTCGAGTCTCTTATAAGTAGCCTGGGGAACTGCTGCTATGTTTCGACCCCGCCCATTATAAATAATTCTATTTAAATATAATTCTTTTTGGGGCTCGATGGCCCCTCTTTCTTGGGTTCGATGGCCACCCCGGCCTCTCCTATGTTTTTCCCATTAAAACTAAGTATAGTCAGACTATACTTAGGTTTAAGGGGAAAAACATAGGAAGAGGGGCAAGATCCTTTTAAATGAACTATAACAAAGTTATAGTTCATTTAAAAGGATCTTTCCAAGGAGAGGCCGGGGTGGCCATCGAACCCGCCCGCCCCTCTTCCTATGTTTTTCCCATTATAATTAACTATAACAAAGTTATAGTTAATTATAATGGGAAAAACATAGCCGGACCTTACCGAACCGGAGGGTAGCCGTAGCCGTAGCCGTACCGGAGGGAAGAGGCCGCCGTAGGGGAAAGGGTAGCAGAGCGTAAGAGCCGGAGCCGTAGGGACCGAAGGGTAGCAGAGCGTAAGAGCCGGACCGGACCGGAGGGTAGCCGGAGCCGTAGCCGTCCCGGACCGGACCGGAGGGACCGAAGGGTAGCAGAGCGTAAGAGGCCGAAGGGTAGCAGAGCGTAAGAGGCCGAAGGGTAGCTCTGTCGGCCGAAGGGTAGCAGAGCGTAAGAGCCGGAGCCGTAGCCGTACCGGACCGGAGGGTAGCCGGAGGGTAGAAGGGAGACGAAGTGTAAGAGCCGTAGCCGTAGCCGGAGGGAACGAAGTGTAAGAGCCGGAGCCGGACCGGAGGGAAGGAGAGAACCGGAGGGTAGGAGCCGTAGGGGAGGGGAGGGGAGGGAAGGGAGAGCCGGACCGGACCGGACCGGAGGGAAGGAGACGAAGTGGTAGAGGAGCCGGACCGGACCGGACCGGAGGGTAGCCGGAGGGTAGAAGGCCGGAGGGTAGAAGGCCGGACCGGACCGGAGCCGGAGCCGTAGCCGTAGGGAACGAAGTGGTAGAGCCGGAGCCGGACCGGAGGGAAGGAGAGAACCGGAGGGTAGGAGCCGTAGGGGAGGGGAGGGAGAGCCGGACCGAAGGGTAGCCGGAGGGTAGAAGGAAGGAAGGAAGGGAGGGTAAGGGAGAGCCGGACCGGAGGGTAGCCGGACCGGACCGAACCGGAGGGTAGCCGGAGCCGTACCGGACCGGAGGGTAGCCGGAGCCGTAGGGAACGAAGTGGTAGAGGGAACCGGACCGGACCGGAGGGACCGAAGGGTAGCAGAGCGTAAGAGGCCGAAGGGTAGCAGAAAGAGAGAGGACGTAGTGGTAGAGGGACGAAGTGGTAGAGGGAACCGGACCGGACTCGGGGGCCCCAGCCCATACTATGGGCTGGGGCCCCCAACCCCCGACCGGAGGGTAGCGGGGCGGAGCACCCGCCGGTTGCTCCGCCCCGGAGCCGTACCGAAGGGGAGGAGACGAAGTGGTAGAGGGAACCGGACCGGAGGGAGCGAAGCTAGAGAGGACGAAGTGGTAGAGGGACGAAGTGGTAGAGGGAGCCGGACCGGACCGGAGGGAAGCCGGAGCCGTAGGGAACGAAGTGGTAGAGGGAAGGCCGGAGGGTAGAAGGCCGGAGGGTAGAAGGAAGGGCCGCAGAAGGGCTATATGGCCGCCCCTTCTGCGGCCATATAGGGGGTGGCCATCGAACCCGTCTGTAGGCTTTTAGTTTTAAGAAATTTCTATTAAGTGGGCCCTTCTGCGTAGGAAAAGTAGACATAAATAATGATGCAGGGTTTCCCTTCCCCTCTTCCCCTCTTCCTATGTTTTCTCCCTCCTACCCTACGGCTCCCTTCCCCTCTACCACTTCGTTCCCTCCGGCTCCGGTACGGCTCCGGCTCCGGCTTAAACCTAAGTTTAGACCGAAGGGGTCTAGCTAAAATTTTAAACCGAAGGGGCTCTTCCTTCGATGGCCACCCCCTATATGGCCGCATAAGGGGCGGCCATATAGCCCCGGCCCTTCCTTCTACCCTCCGGCTCTCCTTCCCTCCGGTCCGGCTATGTTTTCTCCACCCCTCCGGTTTATAAATAAGTTTAGACCGAAGGGGTCTAGCTAAACTTATTTATAAACCGGAGGGGTGGAGAAAACTTACCTAAGAGAGAGCCGTAGGGTAGGGAAAGATCCATTTAAATGAACTATAACAAAGTTATAGTTCATTTAAATGGATTTTTCCCCTCGATGGCCGGGGTGGCCATCGAAGGAGAGGCTCGGGGGCTCGGGGGCCCCTGCCCCAAGTTGGGGCAGGGGCCCCCAACCCCAGCCCATAGTATGGGCTGGGGTTGGGGGCCCCTGCCCCAACTTGGGGCAGGGGCCCCCGAGCCCCCGACCGCCCTTCTTCCAAGCAGGCCCTTCTCTCCCTCCCTCCTCTCCTACCCTCCGGTACGGCTACGGCTCCGGTCCGGCTATGTTTTCTCCACCCCTCCGGTTTAAATCTAAGTTTAGCTAGACCCCTTCGGTCTAAACTTAGTTTTAAGCCGGACCGGACTCGGGGGCCCCAGCCCATAGTATGGGCTGGGGCCCCGGAGGGTAGGAGAGGAGCCGAAGGGTAGCAGAGCTAGAGAGGAAAACATAGAGAGAGCCGTAGGGTAGGGGTGGAGAAAACCTAGCCGGACCTTACCGGAGGGAACGAAGTGGTAGAGGAGCCGGACCGGAGCCGGAGGGAAGGAGGCCGGAGGGAAGAAGGAAGGGCTTTTCCTTGGTTTTTCCCATTAAAATGAACTATAACTAAGTTATAGTTCATTTTAATGGGAAAAACCAAGAACGGGCTTGGGGGCCCCCTCGTTGGCCGGGGGCGGCCAACGAGCCCCTGCCCCAAGTATGGGCAGGGGCTCGTTGGCCGCCCCCGGCCAACGAGGGGGCCCCCAACCCCAGCCCCAAGTATGGGCTGGGGCCCCCGACCGCCCCCTCGTAGGCCGTAAGAAGGGCGGCCTACGAGCCCCCGGCCCTTCGATGGCCCCTCTTCCTTTTTTTTCTCCACCCCTCGATGGCCGGAAGAAGGGCGGGTTCGATGGCCACCCCGGCCATCGAGGGGGTGGAGAAAAAACAAGCCGGACCGAACCGGAACCGGAGCCGTAGCCGTAGGGAAGGAGGGAGGGAGGGAGAGCCGGAGGGTAGAAGGAAGGGCGGGGGCTCGATGGCCGCCCTGTCCTGTTTTTTCCTCTCTAGCTCTGCTACCCTTCGGCTCCTCTCCTACCCTCCGGGGCCCCAGCCCATACTATGGGCTGGGGCCCCCGAGTCCGGTCCGGCTTAAAACTAAGTTTAGACCGAAGGGGTCTAGCTATACTTAGTTTTAAACCGGAGGGGCTATATGGCCGCTCGGGGGGCTCCAGCCCATACTTGGGGCTGGGGCCCCCCGAGCCCCAGCCCCAAGTATGGGCTGGGGTTGGGGGCCCCTGCCCCAACTTGGGGCAGGGGCCCCCGAGCCCCCGACCGCAGAAGGGCGGCCTACGAGCCCAAGGAAGAGGGGGTGGCCATCGAACCCAGCAGAAGGGGCTCGATGGCCGCCCGCCGAAGGAGGCCATCGAGGGGGGTGGCCATCGAACCCTTTTAAAGGAGGAGGCTGCTTCTTATTAAGAGGAAGAAGGCGAGGAATTTTTACCATTATAAATAAGTTTAGACCGAAGGGAAAGAGCCTCAGCCGGAGCCGGAGCCGGAGCCGTAGCCGTAGAGCCGAAGAAGACCGGAGGGTAGCCGGACCGGAGCCGTAGCCGTAGCCGGACCGGAGGGTAGCCGGAGCCGGAGGGAAGGAGGCCGGAGACGTAGCCGTAGCCGGACCGGAGCCGGAGGAGAGGACCGTAGGGTAGGCCGGAGCCGGACCGGAGGGACCGAAGGGTAGCAGAAAGAGAGAGGACGAAGTGTAAGAGCCGGACCGGAGGGTAGCCGGACCGAAGGGTAGCCGGTCGGGGCGGAGCACCCGCCGGGTGCTCCGCCCCGAAGCCGTAGGGACCGGAGGGGGAGAGCCGGACCGGAGGGAAGGAGACGAAGTGGTAGAGGAGCCGGAGGGTAGAAGAGACCGCCGTAGGGGAGAGGGTAGGAGCCGTAGGGAAACCGGAGCCGTAGCCGTACCGGAGCCGTAGCCGTACCGGACCGGAGGGTAGCCGGAGCCGTACCGAAGCCGGAGGGAACGAAGTGGTAGAGGGGAGACGAAGTGGTAGAGGGAACCGGAGGGTAGGAGGACGAAGTGGTAGAGCCGGAGCCGTAGCCGGAGGGAAGGAGGGAGGGGAGAGGAGGGAGGGAGCCGTAGGGAAAGCCGTAGGGACTCGGGGGCCCCAGCCCATAGTATGGGCTGGGGTCCCCTACGGCTCTCTCTTGGTTTTTCCCCTTAAAACTAAGTAGAGTCTGACTCTACTTAGTTTTAAGGGGAAAAACCAAGAACGGGCTTGGGGGCCCCTGCCCCAAGTTGGGGCTAGGGGCCCCCGACCCCCAGCCCATAGTAGGGGCTGGGGCCCCCCGACCGGAGGGAAAGAGCCGGACCGGAGCTCGGGGGCCCCCAGCCCCAAGTTGGGGCTGGGGGGCCCCCGACCGGAGGGAAGGAGGCCGGAGCCGGAGGGAACGAAGTGGTAGAGGGAAGGGAGGCCGTAGCCGGAGGGGCGGTAGGAGGGAAGGAAGGGAACGTAGCCGGCGGGGCGGTAGGAGGGGAGAGAAGGAACCGGAGGGGTAAACAGGAGCCGTAGCTTAAAGGAGGGGCGGAGGCCGAAGGGAACGAAATGGGTGTAAGAGGGAGGCTTTATTTATAATGGTAAATCCCTTCGGACCCCTGTACCCTTCGGTTTGTTAAGAGTAGCAGAAGTTATGAGATCCAGCGGTTATAAGAGCAGGGAGTTTGTTTGCCCAAACCCCTTCGGGTTTTTGCCCAATTCGGGGTTTTTGCCCCCTTCGGGTTTTTGCCCTCTTCGGGTTTTTTGCCTGTACCCTTCGGTTTGTTTGTTTGTAAGAGTAGCATTCCAAGGAGCGTCTTCCTGCAGCCCCCAGGACCGTAGTTTAAAAGAGAATCTATAAGAGAAGAACCCGCTTTCCTTAAAGGAGGGGGCTGCTTCGCTGCCCCCTTAAAAAAAGAAGAAAGTACCGTAGTTTAATAAGTTTATTGGAAAAAACTGTTTCTTACTTTCTTTTTGGACCACGTTTCGTAGGTTTAGCACATTTCATTGTTGGTTATATCTTTACTTATGCCGCTTTCCTAATTGCTTCTACTTCTTCTTGGACGTTTTGGATAGACTTACTTAAGTAAGAATTAATTAAGACTTAACTTACAAGCAAGTTTTCCTTCTTTTCCTTCTTTTCCTTCTCTAAACTTTAAAAGTTCTTCCCTGTTCTTCTGGTAGGGAAAGGAACACCCTGTAAACATAGCAAACCGGCTTTACTTACTTAGTAAGAATACCCTCTTACTACTGAACAGCCCAGTCTCTTACTTACTTATAAGTAAGAATACCAAAAGAAGCGGTTCTAAGCAGCAGAAGAACCGCTCGGGGGTTCTATGGCTCTTCCTATGTTTTTCCCCTTAAAACTAAGTATAGTCTGACTATACTTAGTTTTAAGGGGAAAAACATAGGAAGGGCCCCCAGCCCCAAGTTGGGGCTGGGCCCCCCCCCCGACCACCCCTTCTGCTGGGTTCGATGGCTACCCCTACCCTACGGCTCTCTCTATGTTTTCTCCCCTCCTACCGCCCCTCCGGCTACGGCTCCCCTCCCTTCCTTCCCTCTACCACTTCGTTCCCTACGGCTCCGGCTACCCTTCGGTCCGGCCTTCTACCCTCCGGCCTTCCCTCTTACGCTCTGCTACCCTTTCCCCTACGGCGGCCTCTCCCCTTCGGTACGGCTCCGGCTCTCCTTCCCTCCGGTCCGGTTCGGTCCGGTCCGGCTCTCTCTTTCTGCTACCCTTCGGCTCCCCTCCTCTCCTTCCCTCCGGTCCGGCTCTTACGCTTCGCTCCCTACGGCTCCGGCTCCGGTACGGCTACGGCTCCGGTTTCCCTACGGTCCTCTCCTCTTACGCTCTGCTACCCTTCGGTCCCTACGGCTCCGGCTACCCTCCGGTCCGGCTACGGCTCCGGCTCCGGCTTAAAACTAAGTCCAGCCTCTCTAGCTCTGCTACCCTTCGGTCCCTCCGGCTTCTGCTTGACCCCTTCGGTCTAAACTTAGTTTTAAACCGAAGGGGCTCGATGGACCCTATATGGCCGGGGTGGCCATCGAACCCGCCCTTCTTCCAAGCAGGCCCTTCCTTCTACCCTACGGCTTCCCTTCGGTCCGGCTATGTTTTCTCCACCCCTTCGGTTTATAATTAACTATAACTTTGTTATAGTTAATTATAAGCCGGAGCCGGAGCCGTACCGGAGGGTAGGAGAGGAGGGAGAAAACATAGAGAGAGCCGTAGGGTAGGGGTGGAGAAAACATAGCCGTACCGGAGGGAAGCCGGACCGGAGGGAAGGAGAGAAGGAAGGGCCTGCTTGGAAGAAGGGCGGCCATCGAGCCTGCTTCAGCGAGGGGTCGGGGGCTCGGGGGCCCCCAGCCCCAAGTTGGGGCAGGGGCCCCCAACCCCAGCCCCATACTTGGGGCTGGGGTTGGGGGCCCCTGCCCCAACTTGGGGCTGGGGGCCCCCGAGCCCCCGAGCCATCGAAGGGGCGGAGCACCTTTAAGGCGGGTGCTCCGCCCCGCTCTTCTTGTGCGGAGCAACCGGTCTTCTTGGGGTGGCCACCCCCTGGCCATCGAAGGGGCGGAGCACCCGCCTTAAAGGTGCTCCGCCCCTTCGATGGCCAGGGGGTGGCCACCCCAAGAAGACCGGTTGCTTTCCCCTCGTAGGCCGCAGAAGGGCGGCCCTTCTTCCCTCCGGCTTGGAAATTCCCATTTAAATGAACTATAACTTTGTTATAGTTCATTTAAATGGGAATTTCCAAGGAAGAGACTGAAAGGTCCAGAGCACCGCTTTCCCCTCGTAGAAGAAGCCGCAGAAGGGCGGCCTACGAGCCCAGAGCACCGTAGGGTACCGGTTTACCATTATAAATAAGTTTAGACCGAAGGGGTCAAGCCTCAGCCGGAGGGACTCGGGGGCCCCCGAGCCCCAGCCCCAAGTTGGGGCTGGGGCTCGGGGTCCCCCAGCCCCAAGTTGGGGCTGGGGCCCCCAACCCCCGACCGGAGGGAAAGAGGCTGGACTTATTTATAATGGGGTTCTTTTCTTGGTTTTTCCATACGGATTATATTCAAATATAATCCGTATGGAAACCGGAGGGAAAGCACTTCTTGGGCTCGTAGGCCACCCCCCCGGCCTCCTTCGGGTTCGATGGCCACCCCCGGCCGCAGAAGGGGCGGCCATATAGCCCCGGCCCTTCCTTCCCTCCCCTCCTTCCCTCCGGCTCTCTCTTTTCGCCTCCCCTCCCTTCCTTCCTTCTCTCCCTCCCTCCCCTCTTCCGCTCTGCTACCCTTCGGTCCCTACGGCTACGGCTACGGCTCCGGTCCGGCTCCTCTACCACTTCGTCTCCTTCCCTCCGGTCCGGTCCGGTCCGGCTCCTCTACCACTTCGTTCCCTCCGGTCCGGCTCCCTCTACCACTTCGTCTCCTACCCTCCGGTTCCCTCTACCACTTCGTTCCCTACGGCTCCGGGGGTGGCCACCCCCGGCCGCAGAAGGGGCGGCCATCGAGCCCCTTCTGCTGGGTTCGATGGCCACCCCCTCGTTGGCCTCCTTCTTTCCTTGTTTTTTCGGCCCCCTCGTTGGCCGGGGGCTCGTTGGCCGCCCCCTCGTTGGCCGGGGGCTCGTTGGCCGCCCCCTCGTTGGCCGGGGGCTCGTTGGCCGCCCCCTCGTTGGCCGGGGGCTCGTTGGCCGCCCCCTCGTTGGCCGGGGGCTCGTTGGCCGCCCCCTCGTTGGCCGGGGGCTCGTTGGCCGCCCCCGGCCAACGAGGGGGCGGCCAACGAGCCCCCGGCCAACGAGGGGGCGGCCAACGAGCCCCCGGCCAACGAGGGGGCGGCCAACGAGCCCCCGGCCAACGAGGGGGCGGCCAACGAGCCCCCGGCCAACGAGGGGGCGGCCAACGAGCCCCTAGCCCCAAGTTGGGGCTAGGGGCCCCCCTTAAACCTAAGTATAGACCGAAGGGGTCTAGCTATACTTAGTTTTAAACCGGAGGGGTGGAGAAAAACAAGGACAGGGCGGCCAACGAGCCCCTACCCTACGGCTCTCTCTATGTTTTCTCCTCCCCTCCGGCTTAAACCTAAGTATAGACCGAAGGGGTCTAGCTATACTTAGTTTTAAGCCGGAGGGTAGGAGAAAACATAGCCGGACCGAAGGGAAGCCGGAGGGTAGAAGGAAGGGCCGCAGAAGGGGGGCCCCCAGCCTTGGGGCTAGGGGCCCCCGAGCGGCCATATAGCCCCGGCTGCTTCATCGAGGGGCCATCGAAGGGGCGGAGCAACCGGCGGGTGCTCCGCCCCGCTACCCTCCGGTCCGGTCCGGCTCTCTCTTTCTGCTACCCTTCGGCCTCTCTCTTTCTGCTACCCTTCGGCCGACAGAGCTCTGCTACCCTTCGGTCCCTCCGGTCCGGTACGGCTCCGGCTCCGGGACGGCTACGGCTCCGGCTCCGGCTACCCTCCGGTCCGGTCCGGCTCTCCTCCGGTCCGGTCCGGCTCTACCCTACGGCTCCCTCCCCTACGGCTCCCCTCTTACCCTTCGGTCCCTACGGCTTTCCCTACGGTCCTCTCCTCTTACACTTCGTCCTCTTACGCTTCGCTCCCTCCGGTACGGCTACGGCTACCCTTCGGTCCGTCTACGGCTCCGGTTCCCCTACGGTCCCTTCTTACCTCCGGCTCTACCACTTCGTCCTCCTACCCTCCGGTTCCCTCTACCACTTCGTCTCCCCTCTACCACTTCGTTCCCTCCGGCTTCGGTACGGCTCCGGCTACCCTCCGGTCCGGTACGGCTCCGGCTCTCCTCTACCCTACGGCTCCTACCCTCTCCCCTACGGCGGTCTCTTCTACCCCCCGGCTCCTCTACCACTTCGTCTCCTTCCCTCCGGTCCGGTCCGGCTCTCCTTCCCTTCGGTCCGGTCCGGCTCCGGTTCGGTACGGTCCGGCTCCGGTCCGGTCCGGCTCCTCTACCACTTCGTCTACCCTACGGTCCCTTCTACCCTCCGGCTCCGGTCCGGTCCGGCTCCCTCTACCACTTCGTTCCCTCCGGCTCCTACCGCCCCTCCGGCTACGGCTCCCTCCCTCCTCTCCCCTCCCCTCTACCACTTCGTCCTCTTACGCTTCGCTCCCTCCGGTACGGCTCCGGCTCTTACACTTCGTCCTCTTACGCTCTGCTACCCTTCGGTCCCTCCGGTACGGCTACGGCTCCGGTACGGCTACAGCTCCGGTTCCTTCCTCCCTCCTCTCCCCTACCCTACGGCTCCTACCCTTCGGTTCCTTCCCTCTTTCCCTCCGGTCCCTACGGCTCCGGCTTCCCTCCGGTCCGGCTCCGGCTCTTACGCTCTGCTACCCTTCGGCTCCCCTCCCCTCTACCACTTCGTTCCCTTCGGCTCCGGCTCTTACGCTCTGCTACCCTTTCCCCTACGGCGGCCTCTCCTCTACCACTTCGTTCCCTTCGGTCCGGTACGGCTCCGGCTCCGGTACGGCTACGGTCGGGGGCCCCCAGCCTTGGGGCTGGGGGCCCCCGAGCTCCGGTACGGATACGGCTCCGGCTCCGGCTCTCCCTTCTACCCTCCGGCTACCCTCCGGTTCGGTCCGGTCCGGCTCCGGCTCCGGCTCCGGTTCGGTCCTTTAAGCTTGGAAAGATCCATTTAAATGAACTATAACTTAGTAGGTTATAGTTCATTTAAATGGATCTTTCCCCTCTTCCAAGCACCGCTTTCCCTCCGGCGAGGAATTTTTACCATTATAAATAAGTATAGACCGAAGGGGTCTAGCTATACTTATTTATAATGGTAAAAATTCCTAGCCCCTTATAATTAACTATAACAAAGTTATAGTTAATTATAAGGGGAAACCGGAGGAAAGGCTCGGGGGCCCCAGCCCCAAGTATGGGCTGGGGCCCCCGACCGCAGAAGGGCGGCCTACGAGCCCAAGGAAGAGCCCGGAGGGAACGAAGTGGTAGAGGCCGGAGGGGTAGAGGAAAACCAAGGAAAGAAGCAGCCTGTAATTATAAGGTAAAAATACTGAAAGGGGCCGGCCGAAGGAGGGGGCTGCTTAGCTGCCCCCGTTGTTCGGGGGAGCACCTTTAAGGCGATTCCTGCAGCCTAGTTTAAGCTGCAGGAATCGCCTTAAAGGTGCTCGCCGAAGGAGCCCCTTCTGCGGAGAACACCGGTCTCGCAAGAACTGCTGGTTCCCTTTTAAGAACCCTCCTTCCGCTCGTCCTTGGTTTTTCCCATTATAATTAACTATAACTTAGTTATTGTTAATTATAATGGGAAAAACCAAGGAAAGCAGCGGCGACCGAAGGGGCCCATCTAGAAGCGGCTGCTGCCAGACTACGGAAGAAGACCGGGCCCCTCTCCTTTTAAGCAGGGTTTTCCTCTCTTTCCTTTGTCCTGCTCTTCGGCTATGAAACAAAGAAAAGCCCCTTTCAGTGGCCCCTTCGGTCTGGGGCCTGCTCTTCGGCTATGAAACTTACATAAGAGAGATTTATAGCAGAAGAGCGGTTTATAGGACCTTATAAGTTTAGTCTAACTAAAATTATAAGGATCCTATAAGGGGCCCATCCTATAAGGGCTTTCCCCTCGATGGCCGGGGCTCGATGGCCGCCCGCCGAAGGAGGCCATCGAGGGGGTAGCCATCGAACCCTATGTTTTTCCCATTATAATTAACTATAACTTATTAGGTTATAGTTAATTATAATGGGCGGGTTCGAAACATAGCAGAAGACCGAATTTTTACCATTATATATAAGTCCAGCATAGAGCAGTTCTTGCACCTTTAAGCTTCGGTCTAACTAAACTTATTTATAATGGTAAAAATTCTCTTCCTTCTGACTCGTAGAAGCAGGCTCGATGGCCGCTCGGGGGTTGGGGGCCCCAGCCCATACTATGGGCTGGGGCCCCCGAGCCCCAGCCCATAGTATGGGCTGGGGCCCCCGACCCTGTCCTTGTTTTTCTCCCCTCCTACCCTCCGGCTCTTACGCTCTGCTACCCTTCGGTCCCTACGGCTCCGGTCGGGGGCCCCAGCCCATACTTGGGGCTGGGGCCCCCGAGCTCCGGCTTAAACCTAAGTATAGACCGAAGGGGTCTAGCTATACTTAGTTTTAAACCGGAGGGGCTATATGGCCGCCACCCGGCCATCGAGGGGGTGGAGAAAAACAAGGAAAGAAGGAGGTCGGGGGGGCCCCAGCCCATAGTATGGGCTGGGTCCCCCCCCCGAGCCTCTCCTATGTTTTCTCCACCCCCTCGATGGCCGGGTGGCGGCCATATAGCCCCTCCGGTTTAAAACTAAGTATAGCTAGACCCCTTCGGTCTATACTTAGGTTTAAGGGTTGGGGGCCCCTAGCCCCAACTTGGGGCTAGGGGCCCCCGAGGAAAAACATAGAGAGAGCCGTAGGGTAGGGGCTAGTTGGCCGCCCTGTCCTTGTTTTTTCCATTAAAACTAAGTATAGCTAGACCCCTTCGGTCTATACTTAGTTTTAATGGAAAAAACAAGGAAAGAAGGAGGCCAACGAGGGGGGTGGCCTACGAACCCTTGGGTTTTCCCATTATAATTAACTATAACCTAGTTATATTTAATTATAATGGGAAACCGGACCTCACCGGTTCCCTACGGTGCTCTGGAACGAAGTGGTAGAGGCCGGAGGGAAAGAGGAAGCGGTGCTCTGGACCTTTCAGTCTCGTAGGCCGCTCGGGGGGGGGGCCAGCCCATACTATGGGCTGGGGCCCACGAGCCCCAGCCCATAGTATGGGCTGGGGCCCCCCCGACCCTTCTGCGGCCTACGAGGGGAAAGAGAGGAAGCTATGTTTCGACCCCGCCCATTATAATTAACTATAACTTATTAGGTTTTAGTTAATTATAATGGGAGGGGTCGAAACATAGGAAACCCAGCAAAAGAGTCCTTATGTACCCGATACTTACAATATTAATAAATCTTGCTCTTTTGCTCTTTTGCTTACTCTTTTGCTCTTTTGCTTGCTTGCTTGCTTGCTCTTTTGCTTGCTTGTAAGTATCGGAAACAAAGAAAAAACCTTGTTTCGTATTATACTTAATATATAAATAATTATAGTTAATTATAATACGAAACAAAGGAAAGAGGTGGTTCTCCAAGCGGTTTCTTCTGCCGGCTGCCCCCCCCCCAGCTGCTGAGGGAATCGCCGGTTTCGTCTTATAACTAATTATATTTAAATATAATTAGTTATAAGACGAAACCTTGCTGGAAGTTTTCCTATTCTAATTAACTATAACTTAATAAGTTATAGTTAATTAGAATAGGAAAACTTCTGGAGAACTGCTTATAGCAGAAGACCCGTGTTCTTCGGTTCTTGCAAGAAAACCGGTTTTCTTGCAAGAACCGAAGAACACCGGTTCTTCGAAGCACCCCTTTGTTTGGAGCCCCAAGAACTTCTTCTAGGCAGCAGGGCCCACTCTTATGTTTTTTTTAGAGTAGGCCGAAAGTCAAGCCCTAGAGGGGGCAGTGGGCCCCTTTACTCTTATGTAAGTTTCATAGCGGAAGGAAGGTGTTCTCTCGCGCCTTTAAAAGGTGGTTTTCCGGAGGAGCCCTGTGTTCTTCGGTTCTTGCGGTTGCTCGCCGAAGGAGCCCCTTCTGCGGAGAACACCGGGTGTTCCACCGCTGTTCTTCTGGGAGCAACCGGCTTTCCTTGGTTTTTACCATTATAATTAATTATATTTAAATATAATTAATTATAATGGTAAAAACCAAGGAAAGCCGGTTGCTCCCAGAAGAACAGCGGTGGAACACTGCTTCTTTCCTGCCCCTCGTAGAAGCAGCGGGGGCGGCACTTCCTTCTCTCCCTCCCCTCCTCTCCTTCCCTCCGGTCCGGCTCTACCACTTCGTCTCCTCTCCTACCCTCCGGTCCGGTACGGCTACGGCTACGGCTTCGGTCCGGCTCTCCCCTCCCCTCTTACACTTCGTTCCCTCCGGCTCCGGCTCTTACACTTCGTCTCCCTCCTACCCTCCGGCTTCGGTACGGCTCCGGCTCCGGTCCGGTCCGGCTATGTTTTCTCCACCCCCTATATGGCCGCAGAAGGGGCGGCCATATAGCCCCTCCGGTTTAAAACTAAGTTTAGACCGAAGGGGTCTAGCTAAACTTAGTTTTAAACCGGAGGGGCTCGATGGCCCCTATATGGCCGGGGTGACCATCGAACCCGCCCTGTCCTTGTTTTTATCCCTCCCTCCTTCCCTACGGCTCCGGTCGGGGGTTGGGGGCCCCCAGCCCATACTTGGGGCTGGTGGCCCCCGAGCCCCAGCCCAGACTATGGGCTGGGGCCCCCGAGCTCCGGCTTAAACCTAAGTATAGACCGAAGGGGTCTAGCTATACTTAGCTTTAAACCGGAGGGGCTATATGGCCGCCACCCGGCCCGGGGGTGGAGAAAAACAAGGAAAGAAGGAGGCCGGGGGTGGAGAAAGGGTTCGATGGCCACCCCGGCCATATAGGGGCGGGCGGGTTCGATGGCCACCCCGGCCATATAGGGTCCATCGAGCCCCTTCGGTCTAACTAAACTTATTTATAATAGTAAAAATTCTCCTTTTAAAGGCTTTCCTTCCTATGTTTTTCCCATTAGAATTAACTATAACTTAGTTATAGTTAATTCTAATGGGAAAAACATAGGAAGGAAAGCTTGTTTTTTACCTTCCCCTCGTAGAAGCAAAGAGCAGGGGTGGCCTACGAACCCTTTTCCCATTATAAATAAGTTTAGCTAGACCCCTTCGGTCTAAACTTATTTATAATGGGAAAAGGGTTCGTAGGCCACCCCTGCTCTTTGCTTCTACGAGGGGAAGGTAAAAAACAAGGAAAGCCCCTTCGGTCTAAACTTCTAAGGGTGTTCCAACCGGTTCCCTCTTCTGCTATAAACCGCCTTAAAGTTATTGTGGGGGGGGCGCCCTCGCAGCAGACCTAAGTTTACTTATCCTATTATAATTAACTAGACTTAGGTTAATTATAATAGAAACTGAAAGGGGACCATCCTATAAGGAGGCTCTGCTTTCAGCCCCGCCAATGAAAGGACTGAATGTCTTCTGCGGACTTTTTAGGGACATAATATGTAGAGCAAAACAAAGGAAACACCCTTTTTAAAGATCTTTCAGTCACGGGAAGCACCCCGACTTATAAATAAATAAATAAATAAATAAATAAATAAATAAATAAATAAATAAATAAATAAATAAATAAATAAATAAAAATAAGGTTACTTATAACTAAGTTTCCTTGAGTGGGCCCCTTTCAATCCCGACTTACTTACTTCCTTCCTTCCTTCCTTCCTTCCTTCCTTCCTTCCTTCTAAGTAGTATCTTTTTATAATTAAGCATAGCTATACTTAATTATAAAAAGATACTACTTATCATTCAGTAAGAGCCCAGCAACCTAAATAGGTCTTGTACGAACAAGAGGGGGTTTTCGCAAAAGAAGAGCTGTAGTCTTAATAAATAAGAATAATTAACCTATTTAGGTAACATATAATAAGACCATATTTTATGTTTAGTTGATAGGTACTACTCTTTCTTGTAGTTGAAACAGAAAAAGTACATTTTTACTTATATTATTTTTAAATGTTTTATAAATAATATTAAAACATAAAAAATAGCAAAAATGTATTTAATTACGGGATTGACGGGGCTCGAACCCGCAACTTCCGCCGTGACAGGGCGGTGCTCTAACCGATTGAACTACAATCCCTATAGAACATGTATTTTGAATCTAATTATACTATAAAAAATAAAAAAGTCTATAGTTCAACGTTTATTATGTATTATTGCTGTTTTTAATTTAAAGCTTCTATTAAATAATAATTATTTTAAAATAAAAAACCCTTTATAGCACTCCCCATACCCTTATTACTTATAAGTAAGTAAGTAAGACTTTAAAGTCAAAACACGAACAGTTCCAGTCGCCGGTCTTTCGGGTTACGCCTTGTTTGCTAAAGGTAGCCGAAGAGAATACAAGTAGACCTGTATTCTCTTTTGATAACTACGGGCCCTCCATTTCTCTTCTTACAAGGTCTTACTTACTTATAAGAGGAATTTTTATAGCTGTTTACTTAGAATTATAAGTTAAGTGCTATTGGCTGAACACTTATAAATACTTACTTTACCGAAGGGTCTTCATCTGGCGGTCGGGGTTTGGGGGCCCCAGCCCATACTATGGGCTGGGGCCCCCAACCCCCAGCTCGGGGGCCCCAGCCCATAGTATGGGCTGGGGCCCCCAACCCATACTATGGGCTGGGGCTCGGGGGCCCCAGCCCATACTATGGGCTGGGGCCCCCAACCCCCGAGCCCTTTTAAAGGGGACTCTCGGGTCTCATAACTGCTGGCTTCGCCGACCGGAGGGAAAGAGGAAGGGGCTAGAACTCCTTTTAGGGGCTCTTCTCCTTCTCCTTCGCAGAAGAACAGCAGGGCTCTTAACTCTCCTTCCCTACGAGGGGCCCACCCCGAATTACCGTAGCAGAATCCCGGGGCGGCCCGATGGCGGCCCTATGTACTGGCGGCCCGAAGGGGTGCCCCTCTAGGTCCTTAATGAAGAAAGGAGTTCTTGAAGAACCCCCTCATTTCCTTCTAGTACATCGGTCCTTAATGAAGAAAGGAGAGCCCTTCTGCTGGCTTCCCGTATGCCCCTCTAGGGCTTAATGGGCATACGAGAAGAGTAAAACCTTCCCGTATGCCCCTCTAGGGATTAATGGGCTAGTACGAGAAGAACCCCCTCATTTCCTTCTAGTACCCTTTGGTCCTTAATGAAGAAAGTAGAGCCCCTGCCTTCTTCGAAGGGTCTTCCCGAAGGGTACTGGCTTACGCCGATGCTTGGAGGGTACTGGCTTACCGTAGGTACTGGCTTTCTGCCCGAAGGTTCCGGGCTGCTTCGAAGGGTATTCCCTAAGGGTATTCCCGAAGGGTATTCACGAAGGGTACTGGCGGCCCGAAGGGTCTTCCCGTAGGGTACTGGCTTACTTACTTAGCGAAGCGTACTGGCTTACTTACTTATAAGTGTAGCAGTTCTTGGTAGAAGCGGCTTACTTACTTATAAGTAAGTAATACCTTTATGCCTACTATTCTAATTAACCTATAAGTGAATTAGAAAAGTAACTATAAGGGTTGCTCCCGAAGGGTTCTTCTGCGAAACCGGTGCGGAGCAACCGGTTGCTCTTCCTTGATTTTTACCATTATAATTAACTATAACTTAGTTATAGTTAATTATAATGGTAAAAATCAAGGAAAGAAGAACACCGGTTCTTCTGCGAAACCCCTTTTTAAGGCGCTTTCCTGCTTCCTCGTAGGCCGCAGAAGGGCGGCCTACGAGCCCCCCCTCTTCCCCTCTTCCTATGTTTTTCCCCTTAAACTTAGGTTTAAGGGGAAAAACATAGGAAGAGGGGAAGAGGCCGGGGCTCGATGGCCGCCCTGTCCTTGTTTTTTCCCCTTAAACCTAAGTATAGTCTGACTATACTTAGGTTTAAGGGGAAAAAACAAGGAAAGAAGGAGGCCTCTCCCCTCGATGGCCGGGGCTCGATGGCCGCCCCTTCTGCGGCCATCGAGGGGGTGGCCATCGAACCCTTGGTTTTTCCCATTAAAATGAACTATAACTAAGTTATAGTTCATTTTAATGGGAAAAACCAAGGAAGGGCTCGATGGCCGCCCCCGTCCATCGAGCCCGCCGAAGGAGGCCGGGGGCTCGATGGCCGCCCCTTCTGCGGCCATCGAGGGGGTGGCCATCGAACCCTTGGTTTTTTCCCTTCCTTGGTTTTTACCTTCCCCTCTCTGTAGGTTTTTCCCATTATAATTAACTATAACAAAGTTATAGTTAATTATAATGGGAAAAACCTACAGAGAGGGGAAGGTAAAAACCAAGGAAGGGAAAGGAATTTTTACCATTATAAATAAGTTTAGTTAGACCGAAGGGGGCCCACTCCTAATAAGAACACTGAAAGGGTCGAGTCTCATAAGCCGCAGAAGGGCGGCTTATGAGAATTTCCTTCGGGCTCTTCCTTCGATGGCCACCCCGGCCATCGAGGGGAAAGATCCATTTAAATGAACTATAACTTTGTTATAGTTCATTTAAATGGATCTTTCCCCTCGATGGCCGGGGTGGCCATCGAAGGAGAGGCTCGGGGGCCCCAGCCCCAAGTATGGGCTGGGCCCCCCCGACCGCCCTTCTGCGGCCTACGAGGGGAGAGCAAGAACAAGCTTTCTTATAAGGATGGCGGCAGAAGCGCCCCTTTCTTCCGTTTACCATTATAAATAAGTACGCTTAAAGAAGGTGGATCCTTCGGTCTAACTAAACTTATTTATAATGGTAAAAATTCCTCTTTTAAAGGCTCAGCAGCCTGGACTTATTTATAATGGTAAAAATTACTAGCCGGCTGTAAGAACTTCTGCGAAGGAGGTTTCCCGCAGGAATCCCGTGCTTCCCCGGCTTACTTATAAGAAGGGTCCTCCCGGTACTGGCTTACTTCTAAGAAGGGTACTGGCTTACTTACTTACTTATAAGAAGGGTACTTATAAGAAGGGTACTGGCGTTCCGAAGGGGACTCCTGGCTGCTTCGCTGCGCGCCGATGCTTGGAGCCGCCGCAGGGGAAAGAGGGAGGGGCTCCTCCTTATACCGGCGGGCTCGTACTAGCCCATTAAGACCGAAGGGTACTAGAAGGTGCAAGGAGTGGGCTGCTTGCTTTCCTTGGGCTCGTAGGCTCGGGGGTTGGGGGCCCCAGCCCATACTTGGGGCTGGGGCCCCCGAGCCCCAGCCCCAAGTATGGGCTGGGGCTCGGGGGCCCCAGCCCCAAGTATGGGCTGGGGCCCCCAACCCCCGACCGCCCTTCTTTCCCCTCGTAGAAGCAGGCTCGATGGCCGCCCTGTCCTTGTTTTTTCCCTTAAACTTAAGTATTGTCAGACTATACTTAGGTTTAAGGGAAAAAACAAGGACAGGGCGGCCATCGAGCCTGCTTCTACGAGGGGAAAGCGGTGCTTGGACAGGGTTCTTCTACGAGGGGGAGAGAAACTCCTTGGTTTTTCCCATTATAATTAACTATAACTTAGTTATAGTTAATTATAATGGGAAAAACCAAGGAAAGAACGGATTATATTCTTATAAATATAATCCGTTCTTTCCTTTTCTCAGAACTGCCTTCCCCTCTTCCTATGTTTTTCCCACTCGATGGCCTCCTTCGGCGGTCGGCCATATAGCCCCTTAAACCTAAGTTTAGACCGAAGGGGTCTAGCTAAACTTAGTTTTAAGGGGCTATATGGCCCCTCGATGGCCGGGGTGGCCATCGAACCCGCCCTTCTTCCGGCCATATAGGGGGTGGAGAAAACATAGCCGGACCGGAGCCGTAGCCGTACCGGAGGGACCGAAGGGTAGAAGAGCGTAAGAGGGCGAAGCTAGAGAGGGGAGGGAGAGAAGGTCCGGGGCTATATGGCCGCCCTGTCCTTGTTTTTCCTCTTTCCCTCCGGTCCCTCCGGCTTAAACCTAAGTATAGTCTGACTATACTTAGGTTTAAACCGGAGGGGCGGAGAAAAACAAGGAAAGAAGGAGGTCTCCTTCTTTCCTTGTTTTTTCGGCCCCTAGCCCCAAGTTGGGGCTAGGGGCCCCCAACCCTTAAACCTAAGTATAGACCGAAGGGGTCTAGCTATACTTAGGTTTAAGGGTTGGGGGCCCCTAGCCCCAACTTGGGGCTAGGGGCCGAAAAAACAAGGACAGGGCTCGATGGCCGCCCCCTTCTGCGAAGCAGCCGGGGGTGGCCACCCTTGGTTTTTCCCATTATAATTAACTATAACTTAGTTATAGTTAATTATAATGGGAAAAACCAAGGACAGAATTAACTATAACTAAGTTATAGTTAATTCGAATGGGAAAAGGAAGGGAAAGGAATTTTTACCATTATAAATAAGTTTAGTTAGACCAAGAACAGCAGTTCTGACAGAAGAGGTGTTCTTGCTGTTCTTCTTTAAACGCCTCCTTGGTTTTTTCCCATTAGAACGTATTTTATTCTTATAAATATAATCCGTTCTTTCCTTGGTTTTTCCCATTATAATTAACTATAACCTAATAAGTTAGAGTTAATTATAATGGGCTTTCCCCTCTCTCCTTCCCTCCGGCTCGTAGGCTCGGGGGCTCGGGGGCCCCCAGCCCCAAGTTGGGGCAGGGGCCCCCAACCCCAGCCCATACTATGGGCTGGGGCCCCCCCGACTGCAGAAGGGCGGCCTACGAGACTGAAAGGTCCAGAGCACCGCTTTCCCCTCGTAGAAGCAGCCGGGGCGGCCTACGAGGGGAAAGCGGTGCTTGGAAAGGCTTAAAGGGGCTCTTCCTTGGTTTTTCCCATTTAAATTAACTATAACTTAGTTATAGTTAATTTAAATGGGAAAAACCAAGGAGAGGCCTCCCCCCCCCCTCGATCGCCTCCTTCTTTCCTTGTTTTTTCCATTAAAACTAAGTATAGCTAGACCCCTTCGGTCTATACTTAGTTTTAATGGAAAAAACCAGGACAGGGCGGGTTCGATGGCCACCCCGGCCATCGAGGGGCCATCGAGCCCCCTCTTCCTAGGTTTTTCCCATTAAAACTAAGTTTAGCTAGACCCCTTCGGTCTAAACTTAGTTTTAATGGGAAAAACCTAGCCGGCCCGGAGGGTAGCCGGAGGGTAGAAGGAAGGGCCGGGTTTCGATGGCCACCCCCGGCCTCCTTCTACCCTTGTTTTTTCCATTAAAACTAAGTATAGTCAGACTATTCTTAGTTTTAATGGAAAAAACAAGGACAGGGTTGGGGGTTGGGGGCCCCCAGCCCATACTTGGGGCTGGGGGCCCCCGAGCCCCAGCCCATACTATGGGCTGGGGCCCCCGAGTCGGGGGTTGGGGGCCCCAGCCCATACTATGGGCTGGGGCCCCCGAGCGGCCATCGAAACCCGGCCCTTCCTTCTACCCTCCGGCTACCCTCCGGGCCGGCTAGGTTTTTCCCATTATAATTAATTATATTTAAATATAATTAATTATAATGGGAAAAACCAAGGGGTCGTAGGCCAACCCCTCGATGGCCTCCTTCGGCGGGCTCGTTGGCCCCTCGATGGCCGGGGTGGCCATCGAACCCGCCCTGTCCTGGTTTTTTCCATTAAAACTAAGTATAGACCGAAGGGGTCTATACTTAGTTTTAATGGAAAAAACCAGGAAAGAAGGAGGTCGGGGGTTGGGGGCCCCCAGCCCATACTATGGGCTGGGGCTCGGGGGCACCCAGCCCATAGTATGGGCTGGGGGCCCCCAACCCCCGAGCCAAAGAGGGGGCGGGTTCGATGGCCACCCCGGCCATCGAGGGGCCAACGAGCCCGCCGAAGGAGGCCATCGAGGGGGTGGCCTACGAGGGGAAAGCGGAGGAAGAGGGGAAAGCCCATTATAATTAACTATAACTAAGTTATAGTTAAGTATGTCCTTGGTTTTCCCATTAAAAATAAGTTTAGTTAGACTAAACTTATTTTTAATGGGAAAAAAGGAAGGGAAAAAACAAGGGTTCGATGGCTCGGGGGCCCCAGCCCATACTTGGGGCTGGGGCCCCCGATCCCCAGCCCCGAGTATGGGCTGGGGCCCCCGACCCCCCCCCTCGATGGCCGGAAGAAGGGCGGCCATCGAGCCCCCGGCCTCCTTCGGGTTCGATGGCCACCCCGGCCCTTCTTCCCTCCGGCTTGGAAAGATCCTTTAAAATGAACTATAACTTTGTTATAGTTCATTTTAAAGGATCTTTCCAAGGAAGAGGGGCGGGCGGCCCTTCCTTCTACCCTCCGGCTCCCTCTACCACTTCGTCCTCTTACGCTTCGCTCCCTCCCGTTCCCTCTACCACTTCGTCCTCTTACGCTCTGCTACCCTTCGGTCCCTCCGGTACGGCTCCGGGGCGGAGCAACCGGCGGGTGCTCCGCCCCGCTACCCTCCGGTTCGGTTCGGTCCGGCTATGTTTTCTCCCTCCCCTCTTACGCTTCGCTCCCTACGGCTCCGGCTCGGCTTAAAACTAAGTATCGCTAGACCCCTTCGGTCTAGCGATACTTAGTTTTAAGCCGAGCCGGAGCCGTAGGGAGCGAAGCGTAAGAGGGGAGGGAGAAAACCAAGGAATAGAAAGAACCGGCTCGGGGGCCCCAGCCCCAAGTATGGGCTGGGGCCCCCGACCCTTACTTCCCTCTACCACTTCGTTCCCTACGGCTACGGTCCGGCTATGTTTTTCCCACTCGTTGGCCTCCTTCTTTCCTTGTTTTTTCCATTAAAACTAAGTTTAGCTAGACCCCTTCGGTCTATACTTAGTTTTAATGGAAAAAACCAGGACAGGGCGGCCAACGAGCCCCTTAAAACTAAGTATAGACCGAAGGGGTCTAGCTAAACTTAGTTTTAATGGAAAAAACAAGGAAAGAAGGAGGCCAACGAGTGGGAAAAACATAGGAAGAGGGGAAAGCAGTTCTTGCAAGAAGACCGTTCGAGAAGAACCCACGTAACTTACTTATAAGTAAGACTACGGAAACCGGTCCTCAACAACCGTTTGCTGAGGGGAGCACCGGCAGATAGAAGTTATTGCGGCCTACGGAAACCGGTCCTCAGCAAGCGGTTGCAAGTACTGCAAGAACCCAGCAGCACTTAAAGGCGGCTGCTTCTTTCCTTGGTTTTCCTCTACCCCTCCGGCCTCTACCACTTCGTTCCAGAGCACCGTAGGGAACCGGTGAGGTTCCTTTTCCCTTATAAGTTTAGACCGAAGGGGTCTAGCTAAACTTATAAGGGAAAAGGAACCTCACCGGTTCCCTACGGTGCTCTGGAACGAAGTGGTAGAGGCCGGAGGGGTAGAGGAAAGGACAGGCAGAGCAGCCGGTTCTTAAAGGCAGAGCAACCGGTTGCTCTGCCTTTAAGAACCGGCTGCTCTGCCTTTAAGAACAGGTGCTGCTTCAAGGCGGATCACCTCAGCAACCGGTTGCTTAGGGTGTTTTTCAAGAACCGCCGGTAGGGACGGCTGCTGGGATTGCCGGCAAGAAGGGGCCTAGAGGGAAACCGGTGCGGAGCAACCTCAAGAACCGCCTTTAAGAATAAAACCGGTGTTCTCCTTCGGGGGGGGGGAAACAGGCGAAGCAGCCGGGGTCCCCCCTCCAAGCATCGGCGAGCAACCGGTTGCAAAAACCGCCTTTAAGAAGAAAACTTTAAGGCGGTTTCCTCGAAAAGGGGCTTTCCTATACCCCCTCCGGCCTCTACCACTTCGTTCCAGAGCACCGTAGGGAACCGGTGAGGTTCCTTTTCCCCTTATAAATAAGTTTAGCTAGACCCCTTCGGTCTAAACTTATTTATAAGGGGAAAAGGAACCTCACCGGTTCCCTACGGTGCTCTGGAACGAAGTGGTAGAGGCCGGAGGGGGTATAGGAAAGCCCCTTTTCGAGGAAACCGCCTTAAAGCGTTCGAGGGAGCAACCGGGTGTTCCACCGGCTACGCATCGGCGAAAAGCCCCTTATTTTTTTACAGCAAGACGTTTTTGTAAACGTGCGCGTAATTTTTGTGCTAATCGAATACGTGTAATAAATTTCGTTAAAATATATTTAATCGAATTACGTGAATCATCATTTGCTGGAATAATATGATCAGATAAAGTAGGATTACAATTTGTATCAACAATGGTAAACATTTTTATACCTAATTTTTGACATTCACGTACCGCATTAATTTCTTCTTTTTGACCAATAATAATAGCAACATTTTTTGTTATTTGATTTTTAGTATATTTTGTCATATTAGCTATACCTCCAAAATATTTTTCAAGACGTTGCCACTTTTTCTTACGTGCAGCAGCTACTTTTTTCTTTTTTTTTCCAATTCTACTTAATTTTTGGTCATAAATAACATCAGTTGGATATTTTAATTTAGGATCTACTATTTTTGTTAATAAAATTTGTACAATTTGTGAAATCTGTGTTTGTGGTGTTGGCAAATAACGTAAACGTGGTAAAAACTGTAATAATTTTTTTTGTGCATCTATTACTTTTAATTTACGTTTTACAATTTTAATTAATGTTTTCTCTATTTTTAATTTTGTTTTTAATTGTTTCATTTCTTTAACATAACTTTTTTTAAAATCTAAATAAGCAACTAATGTTAATTTAATTTTTTTTAAAATTTCTTCATAATAATGTGCTCTTTTTAAAAGATTTTCAACTGAAATAATTAATGTTTTAATAATATTTTTAAGTGTAGTACTAAAAGTACTAAATTTTGATAATAAAGTGCTACATATAAAAATTTGTGTATTAACCTTTGTATTTTCTGCTTTTGTTTCTAATCCAAATCCTTTTAATCCAGCACTTAATGGACTAGATCCCGAAGAACTGTCAGGAACGGTAGATTTTTTACCACGAGCAGCGAAGCTGCTCGCTATTTCTATATTTGGGTTGTCAGTAGACTGAATCATAGACTTCCTTTTACTTTTAAAAGTGTCAGATGCTTCTGGCACCGTCTGCAAGAGATTAGCTGCACCATTTTTAGATAATCCAGTAATTTGTTCTCCATTTTTCATAGTTAAGACCATACGATTTAAAATGTCTTTTGGTGGATTAGGTACAATTCTATTATAGATAACGCTATTTTGGAAGTTTTTTAATTTACCATATGAAATAGAATATAAAATTTTATTAGCATTTTGGTCGTTAACATTTAAACCATCTAAACTACCCTTAGTTGTTATAGTTTTTAGTTTTTGAATAGCTGTTGTTAAAATCAATAAAGTTTTGTATTCGCGGATTTTTTTCGTATATAATGTTAATTGGTTTAAAATTTCTTTATATTTAGTAGAAATTAAAAGTCCTTTTTCTTTTAATAATAAAGTTTCATACATGTTTTTACGATTTTTTTGGTTTAAATTTTGACGTTTTTGTAAATAATTCATACCTTTTGATATTAAAGATTTACGTAATGCATTTAATTTATCTGTACGTTGTAATAATATATGCATTTGTTCTGTACTTTCCCTTTCTTTAGATGTTTTTTGAGAAATCTCAATTCCTTTAGGATTAGTTTTCGAAAACCCATTCTTATTGGTTGGTATAGAAACAATAGGTAAACTAGACTCTTTTTGACTTGTAGAAGTAGGGTAAAAACTATGTTTTTTTAAGGGTGTACTAGAAACGTTAGAATTTCTTAATAAATTTAAAAGAAAACGTGCTTTTGATAAAATTAGTTTACTTTTTTGTTTTAGCAATAATGCTTTTTGAATTAATTTTAATTTAATAGATTGTCTACGTTCTAAAATGTTTAAACCCACTTTTTGTTTTTCTTTTAGAATTGGACGTATTTTTGCAATTGATTTACAAATAGTTTTCCAATTGGTTAACATACCACCTAACCAACGTGTATTTACATAAAAAGAATTTTTTGTAAAGAAAGAAGCTAGAGCAACTAAACCCGTAGCTGGTTTTTTTGTTCCAATAAATAAAAAAGTACGTCCTTTTAATGCATATTTTGTTAATGTGTTTAATGCTTTATTTAAACAACGTCGTGTTTTTAATAAATTTATTATGTGACGTCCTTTTTTTATTAAAGGTTTTGCTCTTTTAGCTGTCGTATTGTAGCCTTTTCCTGTTGTACCACCTGTCACGTTTTTCCCTAAGGGAGGGTTTTGCTGAGGAACACCTGCTGCTTTTTCGCTGAGGGCTTGGCTGCGCCAAGCGCTTACCGTGCCGAAGGCATCTGGCATCCTTTCGCCCTTAAAGGCAGAAGGTACGTCAAACAAGTCTTTAGCATAAGGAAGTTTTCTAGATTTTCCTTTTTTTAACCAAATATAATTTTTCATACGTGCATGACATTTAACCGCTTTTTCACCAAAATGCATCCCATGATTCATCATTTCACGTATGTTATTTAAAACGATAGCTTTTTTTAGTCTATGCGTTATAGGATTTAGTTGTAATATTTTACCAACAGCACAATTTTTTGTAGATGATATTATTTTTATACGTACTTTCAGTTTTGAGACATTTTCTTGTTTTAAGTCCCCTTCTCTTTTTTTATTCTTATAAGTATCTAAAATAGAAATCCTTTTCCCCTCTTCGGTTAAAGGCAGCTGCTTTGCTGAATTTTTCAAAGCGTCACACATATCATGTGTGCCATCAGGATCCGAAAAGGTAGACGGTTCGAAATATTTTAGAGAATTTTCAAGTTCCACTTCTTTTTCTATAGGTATAAAACCATTCTTCGAATTTTTTCCTTTTTTCTGCCCTCCCTTTTCTACGTTTGCACCTGTTACCCCTTCAGAACGTAACAACGAGGGTTGCTTTTCCACCGTTCGCACCGAAGAAGGAAAGCTATCGCCCATCTGACTTCCTGCCAAGGCTCTCCAGTCCGTCAAGGAACCCTGGTTCCATAAAGACAGGAAATCTTTATTTGTTTTAAGAAATAACACTGTTTCATTAATTTTAAAAACCAAATATTTCCCATATTTTGTTGCATTTAAAGGTAAAATAGTTGTAAATTTACAACCAGTTTTTAAGTTTGTTATTAATCCACTACTATTATCTACCCAATGTTTATGTAATGTATTATCTGTAGGAGTAAAGTTAGTAGGTATAGATAATTCATTTGTGTTATTTAAATCACTATTTTGTAATAAAGCATTTTTAACTAAGTTAAAATTCTGTTCCATATTAATTTCGGATTGTACAGTTTCCCCCTTTCCTTCTCCTATTTGGGAAACCGGTCGATGCGAAGCAACCGCTCGGGGCGGTCTTTCGTTATTTTTGTCTAACAGACTTATAAGTGCAAAGGCATAATTAGATTTTACACGTGTAATAGTAACTTTTACATTTTTAGAAGAAATCCCATCCCAAAAAGGTATAATTAAACGATAAGTATCATTTAAGTCAACTATACCTATACGTGAACCTTTCCCGTCTGTAGTTAAATTATTAGGAGTTTTCTTTAAAGAAGAAAAAGCAATAGTTGGGTTTTTTACAAATTCTTTTAATATGGATACAGTTAAAACATCGCCAGGTTTTACAGGCGGACTGTTCTGGTTTTTTGAATTGCTTTGGTCTTTTTTAGTTTCGGATGTTTTGCTGTTTTCAATTGGTTGTGCTATAGCATAAAAATAGTTTTTTAAACCTTTTGCTTCTAATTTATTAATACTAGTTCTTTGTAAAACACTTTGTATTTTTAAAATTTTTGCCGTAAGACTTGTTCCTATTTGAGCGTTAGGTACAAAAATTGAGATTGAAGGGTATGTTAATTCATCAATCCCTATATTATTTGGTGCTAATGCTGTTATTTTTAAATTACAAATATCACCTACTCGTATAGATTTTAAGGCATTCCCCTTCTTTCCATACCCTTTTTCTCTTGCCGTTTTCGTAAAGGGCGCGGACCTCAGTTCAGCAGCTTTTTCCCCATTCGGAACTGCCGCTACGCGTGGGGCATAGCGGCTGAGCCTTGGGGCCCCAATCCCATATGGGTGGCTAGGGGAAGAGCTAGGCTGCGCGAAGCGCTGACCGAAGGCATCTATGCTCTTGGCTGTGCTTCCTATTTTAAGAGAAACACTAAAAATACCAGGGGGTAAAGAACCAGCTTCAACCCACGACTGCTTCTTTCCCTTCAGCGCAGCAGCCCTTATATGTCTCCCCAGGATAAGATGGCTCTGGTGGGGTGTCGAAGCAACCCTTTGCGTAGCAGGCTCGGGTCCCACTTTTTTAAAGTCTGGGCTGGGGGAACGACCCCGCCCAGACTTATAAGTGCTATAGGCTGGGGGTTTTATGCTTTCCCCCCCCAGGGGGAAAGCATAAAACCCAGCTTCGCCATGAGATGCTGAGCTGCCATAGCAACCGTCGGGTTGCGCAAAGCGCTGAGAGAAGATAGAGACTGTTTTGTTGTTTTTTGGGAATGTTATATCAGAAAATTTTGACATTTTTATTTTTAGTTGGTTTTTTTCGATTTGTATTTCTGTCGTTAATATAGACAATTCTTACTTAAAGTACTTAATATAAAAAAGGGTTTTTGAACTTTTCCTAGTTTGGAGACTTGCTATTGCCTTTGGTTATCTTTTTACTCTCTTGTTTTCACAGCTGGTTTCTTTTTAAGGAGCACGAAGGGCTATGACTGTAAAGCCGGGCTGGCGAGACCGGTTTTCTTCTTTAAGGCGGTTCTTGCTTTTAGGCTGTCCTTTCCTCTACCCCTCCGGCCTCTACCACTTCGTTCCAGAGCACCGTAGGGAACCGGTGAGGTTCCTTTCTCCACCCCCTCGATGGCTCGGGGGGGCCCCAGCCCCAACCCCCGACCTCCTTCTTTCCTTGTTTTTCTCCGCCCCCTATATGGCCGGAATAAGGGCGGGTTCGATGGCCACCCCGGCCATATAGGGGCCATATAGCCCCTCCGGTTTAAAACTAAGTATAGCTAGACCCCTTCGGTCTATACTTAGGTTTAAGCCGGACCGGACCGAAGGGTAGCCGGAGCCGTAGCCGTAGCCGTACCGGAGGGAAAGAGGGGAGGGAGGAAGGGAGCCGAAGGGTAGCAGAAAGAGAGAGGAAAACCAAGGACAGGGTGGGTTCGATGGCCACCCCGGCCATATAGGGGCCATATAGCCCCTTCGGTTTATAAATAAGTTTAGCTAGACCCCTTCGGTCTAAACTTATTTATAAACCGAAGGGGCTATATGGCCGCCCTGTCCTTGGTTTTTCTCGGGGGCCCCTAGCCCCAAGTTGGGGCTAGGGGCCCCCAACCCCTTAAAACTAAGTATAGCTAGACCCCTTCGGTCTATACTTAGGTTTAAGGGGTTGGGGGCCCCTAGCCCCAACTTGGGGCTAGGGGCCCCCGAGAAAAACCAAGGAAAGAAGGAGGCCGGGGGTGGAGAAAACCAAGGACATAATTCACTATAACTAAGTTATAGTGAATTATGTCCTTGGTTTTCCCATTATAAATAAGTTTAGACCGAAGGGGTCTAGCTAAACTTATTTATAATGGGTCCCCTCTTCCCCTCGATGGCCCCTCGATGGCTCGGGGGTTGGGGGCTCGGGGGCCCCTGCCCCAAGTTGGGGCAGGGGCCCCCAACCCCAGCCCATACTCTGGGCTGGGGCCCCCGAGCCCCAGCCCAGAGTATGGGCTGGGGCTCGGGGGCCCCAAGTATGGGCTGGGGTTGGGGGCCCCTGCCCCAAGTATGGGCAGGGGCCCCCAACCCCAGCCCATACTTGGGGCCCCCGAGCCCTTCCTTCCTTCTCTCCCTCCCTCTACCCTACGGCTACGGCTCCGGTCCGGCCTCCTTCCCGCCGGCTCCGGTCCGGCTCTCCCTCCTACCCTTCGGCTCCGGTCCGGCTCTCCCCTACTACCGCCCCTCCGGCTACGGGTCCTACCCTCCGGTTCTCTCCCTCCCTTCCTTCTACCCTCCGGCTCTACCCTACGGTCCTCTCCTTCGGTCCGGTCCGGCTCTACCCTACGGCTCCCCTCTTACCCTTCGGTCCCTACGGCTCCGGTTCCTTCTACCCTCCGGCTACCCTCCGGTCCGGCTCCGGTCCGGTCCGGCTCTTACGCTCTGCTACCCTTCGGCCTCTTACGCTCTGCTACCCTTTCCCCTACGGCGGCCTCTCCTCTACCACTTCGTTCCCTTCGGTCCGGTCCGGTACGGCTACGGCTCCGGTCCGGCTACGGCTTCGGCTTCGGTCCGGTACGGCTCCTCTACCACTTCGTCCTCTTACGCTTCGCTCCCTCCGGTCCGGTTCGGTCCGGCTTGGTTTTTCCCATTAAAATGAACTATAAATTAGTTATAGTTCATTTTAATGGGAAAAAACAAGGGTTCTTCCTATGTTTTTACCATTATAAATAAGTCCAGCTCCCTCCCTCCTACCCTACGGCTCCGGCTCCGGCTGAGGCTTGACCCCTTCGGTCTAAACTTATTTATAATGGTAAAAACATAGGAGAGGCTCTTCCTTGGTTTTTCCCATTAAAATGAACTATAACTTAGTTATAGTTCATTTTAATGGGAAAAACCAAGGAAGGGCCCCAGCCCCAAGTATGGGCTGGGGCCCCGACCACCCCGGCCATCGAGGGGAAGAGCCCTTCTTTCCCCTCTTCCTATGTTTTCTCCACCCCCTCGATGGCCGGGGCGGTCGGGGGCCCCAGCCCATACTTGGGGCTGGGGCCCCCGAGCCATCGAAGGGGTGGAGAAAACCTAGCCGGACCGGAGGGAAGCCGGAGGGAAGCCGGACCGGAGCCGTAGCCGTAGGGTAGGAGGGAGGGAGAGAAGGAAGGGCCGGGGCTCTTCCTTGGTTTTTCCCCTTAAAACTAAGTATAGTCAGACTATACTTAGTTTTAAGGGGAAAAACCAAGGAGAGGCTCGGGGGCCCCAAGTATGGGCTGGTGCCCCCGACCGCCCCTCTTCCTATGTTTTCCTCTTACGCTTCGCTCCCTCCGGTTTAAAACTAAGTTTAGACCGAAGGGGTCTAGCTAAACTTAGTTTTAAGCCGGAGGGAGCGAAGCGTAAGAGGAAAACATAGGAAGAGGGGACAGGCTTCTGAGACTCGACCCTTTCAGTGGGGGAGAGAAACTCCTTGGTTTTTACCATTATAATTAACTATAACTTAGTTATAGTTAATTATAATGGTAAAAACCAAGGAAAACTGTTCTTCTGCGGGTGGCTGTCCTTGGTTTTCCTCCCTCCTTCCCTCCGGTCGGGGGCCCCAGCCCATACTTGGCAGAAGGCGGGGGCCCCCGAGCTCCGGTTCCTTCGGTTCCTTTTCCCATTATAAATAAGTCCAGGATCCTTCGGTCTGACTAAACTTATTTATAATGGGAAAAGGAACCGAAGGAACCGGAGCTCGGGGGCCCCCGCCTTCTGCCAAGTATGGGCTGGGGCCCCCGACCGGAGGGAAGGAGGGAGGAAAACCAACGGCCCCGCCCCCCCCCAGGGAACCAGCCGGTTCCCTCTTCCGCTATGAACCTTACATAAGAGTGAACGGGCCCCTAGACCGAAGGGTCTTCCTCCTGCGGCAGAGTCTGGGCCCCTTCGGTCTAGGGGCTCTATGCGCCGATGCTTGGAGCCCTTCTTCCTCTCAAAGGCAGTTCTTGAAGGGGGGGAAGAGACGGAAAGGTCTTCCTCCTGCTGTTCTCTGGACCCTTTCAGTCTCTGGGTTCTTCGAAAACGGTCCTTCATAAAAAAAAGCCTACGAGGGGCCCCTACGGTCTGGCACTGAAAGCTGCTGGTTACCTTTAGACTTATAAGGGGCCTGGCATAGAGCAGGATCTTCAGTGCCAGACCGAAGGGGCCCCGGAGGACCCTTTCAGGCCTTCTAGTACCCTTCGGTCTTATAAGGAAGGAAGTAGACCTTTCAGTCCTTCTAGTACCCTTCTGTCTTATAAGGAAGGAGACCTTACTTAGACTTCTTCGCAGAAGAAGGGTACTGTCTTACTTAGAAGTCGCCACTGAAAGCGGCCCCGCCGGGTGGTTCCCCCCCCGAATTCAGTCCAAACTGTAGGATGCACCTGGTTTTTAGGGGAGAAAGCTTCGCTAGACTAAAAAAAGGGTGCTATGGGCTCTTCCTTCGATGGCTCGGGGGTTGGGGGCTCGGGGGCCCCTGCCCCAAGTATGGGCAGGGGCCCCCAACCCCAGCCCATACTTGGGGCTGGGGCCCCCGAGCCCCAGCCCCAAGTATGGGCTGGGGTTGGGGGCCCCTGCCCATACTTGGGGCAGGGGCCCCCGAGCCCCCGACCACCCCCCTCGTTGGCCGCAGAAGGGGCGGCCAACGAGCCCCCTCTTCCTATGTTTTCTCCACCCCTCCGGCTTAAACCTAAGTTTAGACCGAAGGGGTCTAGCTATACTTAGTTTTAAACCGGAGGGGTGGAGAAAACATAGGAGTGGCCTCCTTCGGGTTCGATGGCCACCCCGGCCATATAGGGGCGGGCGGCCATCGAGCCCCGGCCCTTCCTTCTCTCCTCTCCTACCCTCCGGTCCGGTCCGGCTCTCCCCTCTACCACTTCGTTCCCTACGGCTACGGTACGGTCCGGCTATGTTTTCTCCCTCCTACCCTCCGGTCGGGGGCCCCCAGCCCCAACTTGGGGCTGGGGGCCCCCGAGCTCCGGCTTAAAACTAAGTTTAGCTAGACCCCTTCGGTCTAAACTTAGTTTTAAGCCGGAGCTCGGGGGCCCCCAGCCCCAAGTTGGGGCTGGGGGCCCCCGACCGGAGGGTAGGAGGGAGAAAACATAGAGAGAGCCGTAGGGTAGGGAAAGATCCATTTAAATGAACTATAACCTACTAAGTTATAGTTCATTTAAATGGATCTTTCCAAGCCGGACCTTACCGAAGCCGTAGGGAACGAAGTGGTAGAGGGGAGAGCCGGACCGGACCGGAGGGTAGGAGAGGAGAGAAGGAAGGGCTCGGGGGGCCCCAGCCCATACTTGGGGCTGGGGCCCCCGAGCCCCAGCTCGGGGGCCCCAGCCCCAAGTATGGGCTGGGGCCCCCAACCCCAAGTATGGGCTGGGGCCCGTCCGACCGCCCTTCTGCGGCCTACGAGGGGAAGAGCTACAAGAACGCCGTTAAGCATATTCATCCAAGAAGCCTTTAGAAGAGCTGTTTAAGGGAACGGTTAGCCCTAAGTGCGATGGGGCACAAGAAAAGAGGGGTCTTCCTTATAACGCAATTAATTTGCTATAAAAGAGGAAGCCTATTTTGGCCTAACGCAACTTCGTTGTTTAAAGAAGCAGCTCTTATCTTAATGTTTTTCAAGGTTCTAAGAAGGTAGGTGGAGGGAAAAAAAACGCTGCTAAAGAACAACCGCATATTTAGGGCATCTTATTAGTAAGTGTTGCTCCTAGTTTCTTTTTTTTATAGAGTCTAAAAAAAGAAACATAGTTTTTAGGCATGAAAAAAGTAGACACAGGTTATAGGATTAACATTTACAAAAAAGCAAAAAATGTATTCCATAAAAAAGCAACTTTTTTAGTATAAAACAACTTTAGATAAATATAACAACTTACCATAACAAAACAGTGTTGTTTAATGGTAGAAAAATGGGAACCAGCAATTATTTATTAATTAAACAATAATATCTTCGATTTTTTTTTCTTTTATAATATAAATATATTTTAGTATATTTATATATATTCAATAATCTTATATCACAAATCAAACTACTTGCTGTTCTTCTTTTTTACCCTCGTAGAAGCAGCCGGTTCTTGCTCGATGGTCGGGGGTTGGGGGCCCCAGCCCCAAGTATGGGCTTTCCTTGGTTTTTCCCCTTAAACCTAAGTATAGTCAGACTATACTTAGGTTTAAGGGGAAAACCCAAGGACGGCCCCCAACCCCCGACCCCTTCTGCGGCCTCTCCTATGTTTTTCCCTTTATAATTAACTATAACTTTGTTATAGTTAATTATAATGGGAAAAACATAGGAAGAGGGGGTGGCCATCGAACCCGCCCTTCTTCCCCCTCGTAGGCCGGGGCGGCCTACAAGCCCAAGCAGGCCTCTCCCCTCTTCCTATGTTTTCCTCCCCTCTCTAGCTTCGCTCCCTAAGGCTCCGGCTCTTACGCTCTGCTACCCTTCGGCCTCTTACGCTCTGCTACCCTTCGGTCCCTCCGGTACGGCTCCGGCTTAAAACGAAGTTTAGACCGAAGGGGTCTAGCTAAAATTTTAAGCCGGAGCCGTACCGGAGGGACCGAAGGGTAGCAGAGCGTAAGAGGCCGAAGGGTAGCAGAGCGTAAGAGCCGGAGCCTTAGGGAGCGAAGCTAGAGAGGGGAGGAAAACATAGGAAGAGGGGGGGTGGCCTCTCCTTGGAAAGATCCATTTAAATGAACTATAACTTTGTTATAGTTCATTTAAATGGATCTTTCCCTACCCTACGGCTCTCTCTATGTTTTTCCCATTATAATTAACTATAACAAAGTTATAGTTAATTATAATGGGAAAAACATAGGAGAGGCTCTTCCTTGGTTTTTCCCCTTAAAACTAAGTATAGCTAGACCCCTTCGGTCTATACTTAGTTTTAAGGGGAAAAACCAAGGACGGGCTTGGGGGCCCCTGCCCCAAGTTGGGGCTAGGGGCCCCCGACCCCCAGCCCATAGTATGGGCAGGGGCCCCCAACCCCCGAGCGGAACGAAGTGGTAGAGGGGAAAACTTACCTAAGAGAGAGCCGTAGCCGGAGGGGCGGTAGGAGAGAGGGGAAGAGGGGCTTTAAAGACCCTTACGGGCTTTAAAACACCCTAAGGGGATAAAGAAAGAGGGAAGAAAAGACCAAACTCTCGAGCCCCAATACATATACGGGATTCTATATGTACATTTATGGGCCTGTAAGAGAAGGGCTTAGACTCCTCCTTATAAATATACGGGATTTGTACATATGGGCCTGTAGAAGGGCCGAAGGGTTTGTTTGATTGTTGGTTGTTGGTCTTTTGTTTACTCGGCAGAAGGCCGTTAATTCCTTCCTCTTCTCTTCCTCCCTTAAAGGCTCTTATGGGTTCGTAGGCCGGCTGCTTCGCTGCCGGCTGCTTCTTAATAAGAGCCTTTAAGGGCGGGGCCGGGCTCTTCCTTCGATGGCTCGGGGGTTGGGGGCCCCTGCCCATACTATGGGCTGGGGCCCCCGAGCCCCAGCCCATAGTATGGGCTGGGGCTCGGGGGCCCCAGCCCATAGTATGGGCAGGGGCCCCCAACCCCCAAGTATGGGCTGGGGCCCCCAACCCCCAAGTATGGGCTGGGGCCCCCAACCCCCAAGTATGGGCTGGGGCCCCCAACCCCCAAGTATGGGCTGGGGCCCCCAACCCCCGAGCCATCGAACCCCCGGCTGCTTCTACGAGCCGGAGGGAAGGAGAGAGAAGAGGAAGGCGTACGAACCCCCGCACAGTGCTCTTAGCCTGCATATGGCTGAGGGGCTGCGTAGGAAGAAAGGGGTATCAGCCCTTCAGCATGTAGACATGATGCCGGCCTTTTAAAGGGCCCTACCTAAAGGGTTCTATAAATTAGAATCAAGGAAACGGTATTAATTAGACTAAGAAGGAAGGAAGGAAGGAAGGAAGGAAGGAAGGAAGAGAGGAAGGAAGGAAGAGAGGAAGGAAGGAAGGAAGAGAGGAAGGAAGGAAGGAAGGAAGGAAGAGAGGAAGGAAGGAAGGAAGGAAGGAAGGAAGGAAGAGAGGAAGGAAGGAAGAGAGGAAGGAAGGAAGGAAGAGAGGAAGGAAGGAAGAGAGGAAGAGAGGACCGAAGGGTAAGAGAGAGCCGGAGGGTAAGAGAGAGCCGGAGGGTAAGAGAGAGCCGGAGGGTAAGAGAGAGCCGGAGGGTAAGAGCCGTAGGGTAAGAGAGAGCCGGAGGGTAAGAGAGAGCCGGAGGGTAAGAGCCGTAGGGAAGGGTAAGAGAGAGCCGGAGGGTAAGAGAGAGCCGGAGGGTAAGAGCCGTAGGGAAGGGTAAGAGAGAGAGGAAGGAAGAAGAAGGGGGCCCCCCGAGCCCTTAGCGTAAAAGCAATATAGAGCTAGAGCTTAATGCCTTGCCCTAGCCCTAGCGTCTAAGAAGGAAGGGCTGCTAAGCCTTTCCCCCTAGACATGTACGGAATATTATATGTACATTTATGGTCCTGAATAAGAAGGGCTGTACTAGCCATATGCCCCTAAGAGCACTGTGCAGGGTTCGAAGGCCCTTTCGCTAACGCTCAACAGCGCATACCGGTTCCCCCTATGCGTATACGCCTCTTAAATCTACATAAGGGACACGTACTACGTAACCCGTAAGAAAGTGCTTATGATTTACGTAGTACGTGTCCATTATGTTAGTAAAAGGGAAAAAGGGAAAAGTAAAGGGAAAAGGGCGGCTTTCTTTTGTCTTTCTTTCTTATGTTTGTTTGTTCTTTCTTTTGTCTTTCTTTCCCTCTTTCTTATACACATGCGTTGCCCCAGTGCTATCTCGCTCTCGCTTGATAGCACCTGACCCCCGCATGGTGCTTTCTGCGTAGGAAGAAAGGGGTCAGCCCTTCCTTCTTAGACTAACAGCTTAGGCTTAGGCCTTTGGGCTTTTAGGCGCCCCTTGAAGCAGAAGAAGAAGAAGAAAGCAGAGTTCCTTTCTTTCCCTTTCCTGTTTTTTATTTATAAATAAACAAACGTTCGTTAGGTAAAGGCTTAAAAGCCCTTCGCCCTTCGTTGATGGAAAAGCTTAAGGCCTTTAAAGGTGCAGCGGCTTTAAAAGGCCGGCCTTTTAAAGAGCCTCATGTCTACATGGCAAGCCTGTTTTTACGCATAGCCATTCTATGGTTAGGTTTTACGTGTCCATAATGTAAATATAAGAGGCGTCTACGCATAGGGGAGCCTTTATTCGATATTGAGCGTTAGCGAAATAGCGATGGGGCTATATGGCCTGTCGTTTGTTTTCCTCTACCCCCTCTTCCCCTCTTCCTATGTTTTCCTCTACCCCTCCGGCCTCTTACGCTCTGCTACCCTTCGGTCCCTCCGGTCCGGCTTAAACCTAAGTATAGACCGAAGGGGTCTAGCTATACTTAGTTTTAAACCGGAGGGGCTCGATGGCCGCCCGCCGAAGGAGGCCATCGAGGGGGTGGAGAAAACATAGCCGGACCGAAGGGTAGCCGGAGCCGTAGGGACCGAAGGGTAGCAGAGCGTAAGAGGGAAGGAAGGGCCGGGGTTGCCATCGAACCCTATGTTTTCCCCCCTCGTTGGTCGGGGGCCCCAGCCCATACTATGGGCTGGGGCCCCCGAGCCCCTCGATGAAGCAGCCGGGTCTCTTCCTTGGTTTTTCCCATTAAACTGAACTATAACAAAGTTATAGTTCAGTTTAATGGGAAAAACATAGCCGGACCGAACCGAACCGGAGGGAAGGAGAGGAGAGCCGGTGGGTAGAAGGAAGGTCCGCCCGCCCCTCTTCCTTGGGTTCGATGGCTCGGGGGGGCCCAGCCCATACTATGGGCTGGGGCCCCCCCGAGCCATCGAACCCGAAGGAGGCCATCGAGGGGGTAGAGGCTGGACTTATTTATAAATGGAAAAACCTACAGAGAGGGGGAAGCGGTTTCTTGCAGAAGAAGGGAAAAACCAAGGATAGGAACGAGCCCTGCTTAGAAGGCCTGTAAGAGACCACCAGTCTAGGTAGAATCCTCTTATTAAGAACTACGGGCTCCTTTAAGGGGAGAGAGTCCTAACCCATTAAGCCTTTCCTTGTTTTTTCCCATTATAATTTACTATAACTTAGTTTTAGTAAATTATAATGGGAAAAAACAAGGGGTCGATGGCCACCCCCCTCTTCCTTGGAAAGATCCTTTTAAATGAACTATAACAAAGTTATAGTTCATTTAAAAGGATCTTTCCAAGGAGAGGCTCGGGGGGGGGCCCCAGCCCATACTATGGGCTGGGGCCCCCGAGCCCCAGCCCATAGTATGGGCTGGGGCCCCCGACCGCAGAAGGGGCGGCCATCGAGCCCTTCCTATGTTTTTCCCATTAAAATGAACTATAACTTAGTTATAGTTCATTTTAATGGGAATAACATAGGAAGGGCTCGGGGGCCCCAGCCCATAGTATGGGCTGGGGCCCCCGACCGCAGAAGAGGCGGCCATCGAGCCCTTCCTATGTTTTTCCCATTAAAATGAACTATAACTTAGTTATAGTTCATTTTAATGGGAAAAACATAGGAAGGGCTCGGGGCCCCAGCCCATAGTATGGGCTGGGGCCCCCGACCTCCTTCTTTCCTTGTTTTTTCTCGGGGTGGCCCCTGCCCCAAGTTGGGGCTAGGGGCCCCCGACCCCTAGCCCCAAGTCTGGGCGGGGCCGCCTTCGGTCTAGGGGCCCCATTAAAACTAAGTATAGCTAGACCCCTTCGGTCTATACTTAGTTTTAATGGAAAAAAACAGGACAGGGCGGCTATCGAGCCCCGGCCTCTCCTATGTTTTCTCCACCCCCTCGATGGCCGCCCGCCGAAGGAGGCCATCGAGGGGGTGGAGAAAACATAGGGTTCGGTGGCTCGGGGGCCCCAGCCCATAGTATGGGCTGGGGCCCCCGACCACCCCCGGCATCCTACTTTCCTTGTTTTTCTCCACCCCCTCGATGGCCCCTCGATGGCCGGGGTGGCCATCGAACCCGGGTGGCGGCCATCGAGCCCCTCCGGTTTAAAACTAAGTATAGCTAGACCCCTTCGGTCTATACTTAGGTTTAAGGGAAAAACCAAGGACAGGGCGGCCATCAAGCCCTTCCTATGTTTTTCCCATTAAAATGAACTATAACTAAGTTATAGTTCATTTTAATGGGAAAAACATAGGAAGGGCTCGGGGGCCCCAGCCCATAGTATGGGCTGGGGTTGGGGGCCCCTGCCCATACTATGGGCTGGGGCCCCCCGACCTCCTTCTTTCCTTGTTTTTTCTCGGGGTGGCCCCCAGCCCCAACTTGGGGCTGGGGGCCCCCGAGCCCCTAGCCCCAAGTCTGGGCGGGGCCGCCTTCGGTCTAGGGGCCCCATTAAAACTAAGTATAGACCCCTTCGGTCTATACTTAGTTTTAATGGGGCCCCTAGACCGAAGGCGGCCCCGCCCAGACTTGGGGCTAGGGGCTCGGGGGCCCCCAGCCCCAAGTTGGGGCTGGGGGCCACCCCGAGAAAAAACAAGGACAGGGCGGACATATAGCAAGAACCCGCCCTTCCTTCCCTCTACCCCTCCGGTCCCTCCGGCTCCGGCTACCCTCCGGTACGGCTATGTTTTCTCCCTCCCCTACGGTCCCTTCCTTCTACCCTCCGGCTTCCCTCCGGTCCGGCTACGGCTCCGGCTTAAAACTAAGTTTAGACCGAAGGGGTATAGCTAAATTTAGGTTTAAGGGGCTCTTCCTTGGAAAGATCCTTTTTAATGAACTATAACAAAGTTATAGTTCATTAAAAAGGATCTTTCCAAGGAGAGGCTTGGGGGGCCCCTGCCCCAAGTTGGGGCAGGGGGCCCCCGACCGCCCTGTCCTTGTTTTTTCCATTAAAACTAAGTATAGCTAGACCCCTTCGGTCTATACTTAGTTTTAATGGGGCCCCTAGACCGAAGGCGGCCCCGCCCAGACTTGGGGCTAGGGGTCGGGGGCCCCTAGCCCCAACTTGGGGCAGGGGCCACCCCGAGAAAAAACAAGGAAAGAAGGAGGCCAACGAGGGGGAAAAACATAGAGAGAGCCGTAGGGTAGGGAAGAGGGGAAGAGGCGACCCTTCTTACTTACTTATAAGAGAAGAAGGCGCGTCTACCTCTTCTCTTTTCTAACTTTCAGTCCTTTTGACTTACTTTCCTTACATAAAGCCAAGTTATACACCTCTTATAAGTAAGTAAGAAGATTATGAAATCCCTATTAGAGCGACCGGTGCTTACAGGCTGTTTTAAAGCCACTTATCTTATCTTATTAAGACGTAGACCCTTAAAAAGAAAAGGGCTCCTCTTAAAAGAAAGAAACCGAAGGGTAGAGGGAAACCGTAGGGTAGAGGGAAACCGTAGGGGTAACCAGAGGGTAGAGGGAAAGGGTAGAGGGAAAGGGTAGAGGGAAAGGGTAGAGGGCAAGGGTAGAGGGAAAGGGTAGAGGGAAAGGGTAGAGGGAAAGAAGAAAATAAGAAAGAAGAAAATAAGAAAAGAAGAAGTTTAGCTTTATCGAATAGTTTCTAACCCTATTTTTACTAAAATTTTTCTTACCAAATGGAACATAAAAGTTCACCACCTATACCTTTTAATCTGGCTTCTATATCTGTCAGAATACCGTTTGGTGTTGAAACAACAACAATACCAGTACCACCTAAAATACGTGGAATTTCTTTATAGTTAGCATAAATACGTAGCCCAGGTTTACTAATACGTTGTAGATTTGTAATACAAGAAATTTTAGTTTTCCCGCCATAAACTAATTTTGAACGATATTTTAAACGTATAAAAATATCATTTGAATCAAAAGCTTTTTGAAAACCTTGAATAAAACCTTCTTTTTCTAAAAGTTGTACAATTTCAAAATTAACATTTGTATAGGGTACTAAAACATTTGCTTTTTTAGCTAGACAAGCATTTCTAATACGCGTTAGTAAGTCACTAATACTATCATGAATAAAACCTTTAGTTACTGAAGTAATCATTTTATTATATATCTATTTTTTTTATTTTTAATATTCATTTAAAATTTATAGAAATTTACCTTTATAATATATAAAAGAGGTTTTCTTTATCTTAATAATAACGTAATCAATTTTTTTTTTGATAAGTTAATATATAATTTTTACCCTTCTTTGTTTTGTTGAATGTGTGACTTCCAAAACAAAATAAGTCTTACGTCTGTTTCGCTCTTCCCGGAGGGGCTTAGAAAGCTGCTGGACCCTTTCTTCCGGTAGACGGGCTGGGCCACTTTTATACTTTTCCCCCCTCTTATTAAGAAGCAGCCGGCAGTTCTGCTGCAGCAGAAGAAACCGCTGTTCTTCTGGCGGAAGAGCAACCGGTTTAAGGCGAAGCAGCCGGCTGCTTCGCCTTAAACCGGTTGCTCTTCCGCCAGAAGAACAGCGGTTTCTTCTGCCGGGCTCTTCTGCTTCTCCTCCTTCTTCCTTCTTTAAGCAGGGAGGGGGCACCACCCGGGCTATTCGCAAAGAACTGCTGGTTCCCCTTTTCCGTAGCAGCAGCCGGTACTTATACTTATTAGTAATTAAGACCTAAATAAAATAAGAGCCCTCTGTTCTTCTGCGAAGGTGGTGGCTGCTTTTTTCCTGCCCCTCTTCCCCTCGATGAAGCAGCCGGGGCTCGATGGCCGCCCCTTCTGCGGTCGGGGGGCCTTGGGGCGGGGGCCCCCGAGCCCCAAGGCCCCCCCGAGCCTCTCCTTGGAAAGATCCTTTTAAATGAACTATAATTTTGTTATAGTTCATTTAAAAGGATCTTTCCAAGGAAGAGGGGGGTCGTTGGCCGCCCTGTCCTTGTTTTTCTCCGCCCCCTCGATGGCCTCCTTCGGCGGGCGGCCATCGAGCCCCTCCGGTTTAAAACTAAGTATAGCTAGACCCCTTCGGTCTATACTTAGGTTTAAGCCGGACCGGACCGGAGGGTAGCCGGAGCCGGAGGGACCGGAGGGAAAGAGGGAACCGGAGCCGTAGGGTAGGAGGGAGGCCGGAGGGGTAGAGGAAAAACAAGGAAAGAAGGAGGCCGGGGGTGGGTTCGATGGCCACCCCGGCCATCGAGGGGCCATCGAACCCTTGGTTTTTCCCATTCTAATTAACTATAACTAAGTTATAATTAATTAGAATGGGAAAAACCAAGGAAAGGCTTAAAGGGGCTCTTCCCCTCTTCCTATGTTTTTCCCCTTATAATTAACTATAACAAAGTTATAGTTAATTATAAGGGGAAAAACATAGGAAGAGGCTCGGGGGCCCCAGCCCCAAGTATGGGCTGGGGCCCCCCCCCCGACCGCCCTGTCCTTGTTTTTCTCCGCCCCTCCGGCTTAAACCTAAGTATAGACCGAAGGGGTCTAGCTATACTTAGTTTTAAACCGGAGGGGCGGAGAAAAACAAGGAAAGAAGGATGCCGGGGTTCTTGTTCGATGGCCACCCCTTCTGCTGGCCATCGAAGGGGCTCGATGGACGCCCTGTCCTTGTTTTTTCCATTAAAACTAAGTATAGACCGAAGGGGTCTAGCTATACTTAGGTTTAATGGGGCCCCTAGCCCCAACTTGGGGCTAGGGGCCAAAAAACAAGGAAAGAAGGAGGCCTCCTTCTTTCCTTGTTTTTTGGCCCCTAGCCCCAAGTTGGGGCTAGGGGCCCCATTAAACCTAAGTATAGCTAGACCCCTTCGGTCTATACTTAGGTTTAAGCCGGAGGGGCGGATAAAAACAAGGACAGGGCTCGATGGCCGCTCGGGGGCCCCAGCCCCAAGTATGGGCTGGGGCTCGGGGGCTCCAGCCCCAAGTATGGGCTGGGGCCCCCCGACTCGGGGGCCCCAGCCCATAGTATGGGCTGGGGCTCGGGGGCCCCCAGCCCCAAGTATGGGCTGGGGGCCCCCCAACCCTGTCCTTGTTTTTTCCATTAAAACTAAGTATAGACCGAAGGGGTCTAGCTATACTTAGTTTTAATGGAAAAAACAAGGAAAGAAGGAGGTCGGGGGCCCCAGCCTTGGGGCTGGGGCCCCCGTCCTCCTTCTTTCCTTGTTTTTTCCCCTTAAACCTAAGTATAGACCGAAGGGGTCTAGCTATACTTAGGTTTAAGGGGAAAAAACAAGGACAGGGCTCGATGGCCGCCCCTTCTGCGAAGCAGCCGGGGGTGGCCATCGAACCCTTGGTTTTTCCTATTAAAACTAATTATATTTAAATATAATTAGTTTTAATAGGAAAAACCAAGGGTTCGCTGGCCACCCCGGCCAGCGAGGGGAAAGAAGGGCGGTCGGGGGCCCCAGCCTTGGGGCTGGGGCCCCCGAGCCTTTCCTACGCTTTCCCAAGCACCGGTTTCCCATTATAATTAACTATAACTAAATTATAGTTAATTATAATGGGAAACCGGTGCTTGGGAAAGCGGTGCTCTGGACCTTTCAGTCTCGTAGGCCGCTCGGGGGGGCTCTTCCTTGGTTTTTCCTCGGGGGCCCCTAGCCCCAAGTTGGGGCTAGGGGCCCCCAACCCTTAAAACTAAGTATAGACCGAAGGGGTCTAGCTATACTTAGGTTTAAGGGGAAAAAACAAGGACGGGCTTGGGGGCCCCTGACCCAAGTTGGGGCAGGGGCCCCCAACCCCTGCCCCAAGTATGGGCAGGGGCCCCCAACCCCAGCCCATACTTGGGGCTGGGGCCCCCGAGCCCCAGCCCCAATTATGGGCTGGGGCCCCCGACCCTTCTGCGGCCTACGAGGGAGAGAGCAAGCCCAGAGAGCCCTTCTTCTTCGTAGGCTTTTAGGAAGAAGGGCGGCTTACTCGAAGAACGAATCCTGCCGGTTTTATTCTTGAAGGGGGCCCACTCAAGCATCGGCGTTTAAAGAAGAACAGCCGGCCCACTCTTAATAAATAAGAACTCGAACTGCCTTTCCTGAGGGGCAGCCTTGCTTTCCCCTCTTCCTTGGGTTTTCCCCTTAAACCTAAGTTTAGACCGAAGGGGTCTAGCTAAACTTAGGTTTAAGGGGAAAAACCAAGCCGGAGGTAAGAAGGGCTCGGGGGCCCCAAGGCTGGGGCCCCCGACCGCCCTGTCCTTGTTTTTCTCCCCTCTTTCCCTCCGGTCCCTACGGCTCCGGCTTAAACCTAAGTATAGACCGAAAGGGTCTAGCTATACTTAGTTTTAAACCGGAGGGGCTCGATGGCCGCCCCCTCGATGGCCGCAGAAGGGGCGGCCATCGAGGGGGTGGTCGGGGGGGGCCCCCAGCCCATACTTGGGGCTGGGGGCCCCCGAGCCCCAGCCTTGGGGCTGGGGCTCGGGGGCCCCCAGCCCCAAGTATGGGCTGGGGGCCCCCCGAGCCATCGAACCCTTGTTTTTTCCCATTATAATTAACTATAAATTAGTTATAGTTAATTATAATGGGAAAAAACAAGGAAGAGAAGAACGAGAACTGCCTTCCTTCTGCCGGGAAGAAGGGCGGGCTACTCGAAGAACCCCCTCGAGTTAAAAATAGAAGAAGGGTGTTTCAACCGGTTTCAGCAGGCCTACTCTTAACAAACCGAAGGGGCGGCGAAGCACAGGGGGGGGGCAGCGAAGCAGCCCCCTGTTCCGAAAAGGAAAGAACAAACCGAAAAGGAAAGAACAAATAAGAATCCCCCTATAGGTGCCCCTTTTAAAATAGAAGAAGGGTGTTTCAAACAAGCAGGCCTACTCTTAACAAACCGAAGGGGGTAACCACAGGTGGGCTGTCCCCTCGATGAAGCAGCCGGGGCTCGATGGCCGCCCGCCGAAGGAGGCCGGGGGCTCGATGGCCGACCCCGGCCATCGAGCCCCCGGCCTCCTTCGGCGGGCGGCCATCGAGCCCCGGCTGCTTCATCGAGGGGACAGAAGCAGCACAGGGGTTCTTCTAGGAATTTTTACCATTATAAATAAGTTTAGACCGAAGGGGTCTAAACTTATTTATAATGGTAAAAATTCCTCGCCCTACGGTGCTCTGGCAAACAAACCGAAGGGTACAGGCAAACAAACCGAAGGGTACAGGCAAACAAACCGAAGGGTACAGGCAAACAAACAAACAAACAAACAAACAAACAAACAAATAAGAGTTGGCCCCTATAGGGGCTTTAAAAATAGAAGAAGGGTGTTTCAACCGGTTTCAGCAGGCCTACTCTTAACAAACAACTAAACAAATAAGAGTGGGAAACCGGCGAAGCAGCCCTTCTGCCTCTTATTAGGACTTTAAAAATAGAAGAAGGGTGTTTCAAACAAGCCGGCCTACTCTAAGCAAACAAACAAACAAATAAGAGTTCAGAGCACCGTAGGGAATCGGCGACCCCTCTGACTTGTTAGGTCTTTAAAAGAGAAGGGTGTTTCAACCGGTTTCAGCAGGCCTACTCTTAACAAACCGAAGGGTACAGGCAAACAAGAGTGGGCCCTTCTGCCGGGTGGTTCCCCCCCCGAGGGTGCCCCTTTTAGGGCTGCAGAAGGGCGGTCGGGGGGCCCCAGCCCATACTTGGGGCTGGGGCCCCCGAGCCCCAGCCCCAAGTATGGGCTGGGGCCCCCGAGCCCTTTAAAGAGCCCTGCTGCCTCGAGGGTGCCCCTTTTAGGGCTAGGCGGCCCTATAGCCCCTTAAAGTGGAAAACAAAAAATGAAGTTTTATTATTAAGTTCTACTAAATAATAAAACGGTGGAGAGCCGCCTTTTAGCAGTTCTGCTGCAGCAGAAGAAACCGCTCGGGGGTTCGATGGCTCGGGGGCCCCAGCCCCAAGTATGGGCTGGGGCCCCCGACCCCTCTTCCTTGGGTTCGTAGGCCGCCCTTCTGCGGTCGGGGGGGGCCCCCCGAGCCTACGAGGGAAAAGATCCTTTTAAATGAACTATAACTTTGTTATAGTTCATTTAAAAGGATCTTTCCAAGCCGGAGGGAAGAAGGGCCGGGGTGGCCTTCGAACCCGGGGGTGGCTCGGGGGCCCCAGCCCCAAGGCTGGGGCCCCCGACCACCCCCCTGGCCATCGAAGGGGCTCGATGGCCGCCTACCCTACGGCTCTCTCTTGGTTTTTCCATTATAAATAAGTTTAGACCGAAGGGGTCTAGCTAAACTTATTTATAATGGAAAAAACAAGGGTTCGCTGGCCCCTCGATGGCCGGGGGGGGGGCCATCGAACCCACCCCTTCTGCGGCCTCCTTCTTTCCTTGTTTTTTGGCCCCCTCGTTGGCCGGGGGCGGCCAACGAGCCCCTAGCCCCAAGTCTGGGCGGGGCCGCCTTCGGTCTAGGGGCCCCATTAAAACTAAGTATAGCTAGACCCCTTCGGTCTATACTTAGTTTTAATGGAAAAAACAAGGACAGGGTCGGGGCCCCCAGCCCATAGTTGGGGGCCCCCGAGCCCCCAACTATGGGCTGGGGCGCCCGAGCGGCCATCGAGCCTGCTTCAGCGAGGGGAAAGAAGGAGGCCATCGAGGGGGTGGCTCGGGGGGGCCCCAGCCCCAAGTATGGGCTGGGGCCCCCCCGAGCCACCCTTTTCCCATTATAATTAACTATAACTAAGTTATAGTTAATTATAATGGGAAAAGGAAGCACAAGAAGACCGGTTTCCCTACATACGCCCTACAAGAACTCCTTCGGCTCTTTCCTTTCAGTAAGGATGCTGCTGTTCTTCGGACTCTGGCAGAAGAAACAGCAGGAAGAAGACCATTCGGTCCGTACCTCTTTCAGACCGAAGGGCTCTTCTGCTTCGGTGCTTGGGCGTTCAGTCCTGCTGGAAAACAAAGGAAAGAAAGTTTTAATTTTCGTATTATAATTAACTATATTAATAAATATAGTTAATTATAATACGAAAATTAAAAGCGGTCTGTAAGTACTGTAATGGTCCGGGAGTCTGGGCCCCAAGACTTATTAGTACTTACTTATAAGTAAGTAAGGTTACTTATAAGTAAGACCGTAGGGTACTGGCTTGACTTGTACGTGGCGCCACTAAAAGGTCCCTACTGTAAGGATCTATGCTGCTGCAGGAAAGAGCCTTTTAACTTACTTACTTATTAGTCTCCGACAAATTCCCTCCTTTCAGTCCCTAACCCCTATAGACCCCAAGTCTGGGCAGGGGGCACTTAGAAGGAAGGAAGGAAGGAAGGAAGGAAGGAAGAGAGGAAGGAAGAGAGGTAGAGAGGACCGTAGGGAACCGAAGGATAAGAGAGAGAGAGAGGACCGTAGGGTAAAAGAGGAAGGAAACGGGAGAGGACCGTAGGGTAAAAGAGGAAGTGCAGCGATTCCTGCAGCCCCTAGGGTGTTCATGGGCTCTTATAGAGGCGTTGAAACCCCGGGTTCATCTGACAGCGCACCCCGCTTTTTAGGAAGCAGCCCTGTTTCCCGGATTCCCTAGTAGGCCGGGCGTCCCTAGCGCCCCTCAGCGAAACAGACTGCAAGGACTAAAAGGATAAGGGACCCTTTTAGAAGTTTTTACATTTTTCCCCTTGCCCTTCGCGGAAGGACAGTGGGGATAGAAAAGACTAAATTCTAAAAAGGGGAGGGTCGTCAAGCTCAGATGCCCCTAGAAGTCGCCCGTTTTTTGCTGCTTCGAGGAACGGCAGGAAAAGTTCTTCCTGCCGTTCCTCGAAGCAGCAAAAAGGGGCGACTTCTAAGGGCGAGAGCGAGGACCCGCCTTTAAGCTGCTGGTAGCGCTAAAAGGCGCACTCTTTTTCCCCTGCCTTTAAAGCAGGAAGATCCATACGGAAAACTTATAATGGGAGAAGCTGCTACTTATAAAACCTACCCTACCTAACTATAAGACTTACTTACTTATAAGTAAAACAAAAACCTGCTATTCTGTCACGCCTAAAAACAATTTTAATTTTTAAAAGGTAACCCTAATTCTTTTAAAAGTGCTAGCCCTTCTACTTGCCCTGCTGTTGTTACAATCGAAATATCCATACCACGAACTTGATCGATTTTATCATATTCAATTTCAGGAAACATTAATTGTTCTTCTAAACCTAAACTATAATTTCCATTTTTGTCAAAACTTTTCGGACTTATACCTTGAAAATCACGAACCCTCGGGAAAGCTAAATGAATTAGTCTATCTAAAAAGCCATACATACGATCACCACGTAAGGTAACAGTAACACCAACTGGCATTTTTTCACGTAATTTAAAACCAGCTATTGCTTTTTTTGAACGTGTAATAACACCTTTTTGCCCAGAAATTAAGCCTAATTCTTTTAATGCAGAATCTACCATTTTTTGGTTTTGTGCTGCTGTACCTATGCCTCGATTAATAACAATTTTTTCAATTTTAGGTACTTGATGTATATTACTATATTTAAATTGTTGCATTAATTTAGGCACTATATTTTGGACATATTCCTTTTTTAATCTTTGTGTCATAAATTTTAAAATGGTTTAAGTGATTTCTAAAAAACTTAACTTATAGGTTTTTTCTATTCTTATTTTTCATTAATAAAAAAGTAATTTTATACCAAAAGGAATAATACACTTTTAATTTTTACCCTCTTGTTTTCTTTTAGAAAGAAAATTTGAACGTTGTTTCAGACACGTATACTTTTTACTGGTTTGAAGATAAAAAAGTCTACGCCCCCTCTTATGCTGTGGTTCCCCTTTTGCTCTTTTGGGGAACAACCTGTGGCTGCAAGAATCGCCGCCCTTTTGCTCTTTCTTTTTAAAATGCTTTTTTAAATCTTTTGGGGAACAACCTTCCCCTTTTGCTCTTTTGCTTGTAGGTCTTATAAGTAAGTACGTTCCCCTGTAGGTTCAGCGGTGCTTGTTCTTGCCTTTCCCTACCCTACGGCTCTCTCTATGTTTTCTCCACCCCCTATATGGCCGGAAGAAGGGCGGCCATATAGCCCCTCCGGCTTAAAACTAAGTTTAGACCGAAGGGGTCTAGCTAAACTTAGTTTTAAACCGAAGGGCTATATGGCCGCTCGGGGCCCCTGCCCATACTTGGGGCAGGGGCCCCCGAGCCCCAGCCCCAAGGCTGGAGCCCCCGACCCTTCTTCCGGCCATATAGGGGGTGGAGAAAACATAGCCGGACCGGAGCCGGAGCCGGACCGGAGGGTAGGAGAGAAGGGACCGTAGGGTAGGCCGAAGCCGGAGGGACCGAAGTGGTAGAGGGAAGGAAGGGCCCCTCGATGGCCGGGGCTCGATGGCCGCCCCTTCTGCGGCCATCGAGGGGGTGGCCTTCGAACCCGGGGGTTCGATGGCTCGGGGGGCCCCCAGCCCCAACTTGGGGCTGGGGGGCCCCCCCCGACCACCCCCTGGCCATCGAAGGGGCTCGATGGCCGCCCTGTCCTTGTTTTTTCCCTTAAACCTAAGTATAGACCGAAGGGGTCTAGCTATACTTAGTTTTAAGGGAAAAAACAAGGAAAGAAGTAGGCCCTTCCTTCCTTCTACCCTCCGGCTCTCCTTCCCTCCGGTCCGGTCCGGCTCTCCTACCCTTCGGTTCGGTCCGGCTTGGTTTTTCCCATTAAAATGAACTATAACTAAGTTATAGTTCATTTTAATGGGAAAAACCAAGGAAGGGTTCGATGGCCACCCCTTCTGCGGCCGTCGAGGGGGTGGACACCCTTGGGTTTTCCCATTATAATTAACAATAACTAAGTTATAGTTAATTATAATGGGCGGGGTCGAAACATAGCAGAAGAAAGGCTCGGGGGCCCCAGCCCCAAGTATGGGCTGGGGCCCCCGACCGCCCTTCTTTCCCTACCCTACGGCTCTCTCTATGTTTTCTCCCTCCCCTACGGTCCCTTCTTCCCTACGGCTACGGCTCCGGCTTAAACCTAAGTTTAGCTAGACCCCTTCGGTCTAAACTTAGTTTTAAGCCGGAGCCGTAGCCGTAGGGAAGAAGGGACCGTAGGGGAGGGAGAAAACATAGCCGGACCGGAGGGGAGCCGGAGCCGTAGCCGTACCGGAGCCGTAGCCGTACCGGAGGGAAGGAGACGAAGTGGTAGAGCCGGAGGGTAGGAGGGGAGAGGAGGGAGGAAGGGCCGGGGTGGCCAGCGACCCCTTGGTTTTATCCCTTCCCTTTGTTCCTTTTCCCATTATAAAAATATAAGTCCAGTCCTCTTACCCTCCGGTTCCCCTCTCTCCTTCCCTCCGGATCTTCCTTCGATGGCTCGGGGGCCCCAGCCCCAAGTATGGGCTGGGGCCCCCGACCACCCCCTCGATGGCCGCAGAAGGGGCGGCCATCGAGCCCTTCTGCGGCCCTTCCTTCTTCCCTCCGGCTTCCCTCCGGTCCGGCTATGTTTTTCCCCTTATAATTAACTATAACTTTGTTATAGTTAATTATAAGGGGAAAAACTTACCTAAGAGAGAGCCGTAGGGTAGGGAAAGATCCATTTAAATGAACTATAACCTACTAAGTTATAGTTCATTTAAATGGATCTTTCCCCTCGTAGAAGAAGCCGCAGAAGGGCGGCCTACGAGCCCAAGGAGAGGCTCGGGGGCCCCAGCCTTGGGGCTGGGGCTCGGGGGCCCTAGCCCCAAGGCTGGGGCCCCCCGACCGCAGAAGGGCGGCCTACGAGACTGAAAGGTCCAGAGCACCGCTTCTCCTTCCCTTCGGTCCGGGTTCCCATTATAATTAACTATAACTAAGTTATAGTTAATTATAATGGGCTAGGAATTTTTACCATTATAAATAAGTATAGCTAGACCCCTTCGGTCTATACTTATTTATAATGGTAAAAATTCTCCCTTCGGACCCCTCGCTGAAGCAGCCGGGGCTCGATGGCCGCCCGCCGAAGGAGGCCATCGAGGGGGTAGCCAGCGAACCCTTGTTTTTTCCCTTTATAAATAATTATAAGGAACTTATAATTATTTATAAAGGGAAAAAACAAGGGTTCGATGGCCACCCCCTCGATGGCCTCCTTCGGCGGGCGGCCATCGAGCCCCGGCCATCGAGGGGAAAGCCTTCTGCCTCTTCCTATGTTTTTCCTCGGGGGCCCCTAGCCCCAAGTTGGGGCTAGGGGCCCCCAACCATTATAATTAACTATAACAACGTTATAGTTAATTATAATGGTTGGGGGCCCCTAGCCCCAACTTGGGGCTAGGGGCCCCCGAGGAAAAACATAGGAAAGGCCGCAGAAGGGCGGCCTACGAGCCCGGAGGGAAAGCTCCTTCGGGCTCTTCCTTGTTTTTTCCCATTATAAATAAGTTTAGACCGAAGGGGTCTAGCTAAACTTATTTATAATGGGAAAAAACAAGGAAGAGGGGCAGGAAAGAAGAAGCCTGTCCTTGGTTTTTCCCTTCTTCTGCTTGGTTTTTCCCTTATAATTTTAGTCTAACTAAACTTATTTATAATGGGCTAGGAATTTTTACCATTATAAATAAGTCTAGCCTCCCTCCTTCCCTACGGCTCCGGCCTCTAACGCTTCGCTCCGCCCCTCCGGCTACGGCCCTCTTACCCTGCGGCTCCCTTCCCTCTACCACTTCGTCTCCCCTCTACCACTTCGTTCCCTCCGGCTCCGGTACGGCTCCGGCTACCCTCCGGTCCGGTCCGGCTCTTACGCTCTGCTACCCTTCGGTCCCTACGGCTCCGGTTTCCCTACGGTCCTCTCCTCTCTAGCTCTGCTACCCTTCGGCTCCTCCCCTTCGGTACGGCTCCGGCTACCCTCCGGTCCGGCTACGGCTCCGGCTCCGGCTTCGGTCTGACCGAAGCCGGAGGGAGCGAAGCTAGAGAGGCTAGACTTATTTATAATGGTAAAAATTCCTCTTTTAAAGGAGGGGTTCTTCCTATGTTTTTCCCATTATAATTAACTATAACAAAGTTATAGTTAATTATAATGGGAAAAACATAGAGAGAGCCGTAGGGTAGGGAAAGCGGAGGAAGAGAAGAACCCCCTCGAGGGAAGGGTTTAAGGCCTACTCGAAGATCCCCAGCCCATTCCCCTATAACTAATTAAGTTATAGTTAATTAGAATAGGAAAACCAAAGAGTAAGGCCTTTCTTTTCCTATACTTACTATATAAATTAATATAGTAAGTATAGGAAATTACTGAAAAGAACCAGGCGTGGTTCTCTTATAAGTAGCCCCGGCTGCTTATACGAGGGGATGTGTGAAGTTTTTGGGAGTTATAATAAACTTAATAATAAAACGGAGCACCTGTTTAAGGCGGCTCTTCTGCTTTAAAGAAACTCCTTAAAAACGGCTGCGAGGGAACGGCGGCCCCGCCCATAGCACTTTAAGGGCTTTCCTTGGTTTTTCCCATTATAATTAACTATAACTAAGTTATAGTTAATTATAATGGGAAAAACCAAGGAAAGCCCTTAAAGTGCTATGGGCGGGGCCGCCGTTCCCTCTTTCTTATGTACGTTTCATAGCGGAAGAGGGAACCGGCTGGTTCCCTGGTGGTTACCCTCGTAGGCCGCAGAAGGGGCGGGGGGGCCCCAGCCCATACTATGGGCTGGGGCCCCCGAGCGGCCTACGAGACTGAAAGGTCCAGAGCACCGCCTTTAAGCTGCTTCTGTCCTTGGTTTTTCCATTATAATTAACTAGAACTTAGTTATAGTTAATTATAATGGAAAAACCAAGGACAGAAGCAGCCGGCCACCAGGGAACCAGCCGGTTCCCTCTTCCGCTATGAAACTTACATAAGAGAAAAAGGGTTTTCCTCTCAGAACTGCTGGTCGCCAGCAGACCGAAGGAGGCTGCGAACAACCGCAGTTCTTGCTGAAAGGTCTTCCCTGCTCTATGCCAGGACTGAAAGGGATGCTTCGCTGCCCATTCTTCTGCCAGCAGACCTTTCAGTGCCACTGAAAGGTCTGAAAGGTTGCGGGGCCCCTCGTATAAGCAGCCGGGCCCATCTTACCGAAGGGTACTGGCTTACTTATAAATCTACGACCCGCCGATGCTTGGAGGTTCCGTCCTTTCAGTACGCGGCGGCGTAGCAGCCAGCTGTCCCCAAGACTGTAAGTTCTAAGTAAGTATAAGTCTTAAACCTTTCAGTATCCGGGGGCAGCTCTGCGCCCCTTTAAGGAGCAGAAGAGGAAAACCCTTTCAGTCGGGGGCTCTTATTTTTTTTAGGTCTTACTTACTTACTTATAAGACGGGCGGTTTCGCTTAAAGAAGGAAGAAGGAGTAGACTTTCAGTCCTTGCCCCTAGACTTACTTACTTACTTATAAGTAAGCGGCAAGAACTGCTGCTAAGAACTGCTGACTGAAGGGTCCAAGCTTCGGGACACTTCGGTCTAGGGGTCCCCTCTAGGCAGCAGGGTTTCTTCGAGTAGGCTCGGGGGCCCCAGCCCCAAGGCTGGGGCCCCCGACCGCCCCTATAGAGCCGGAATAATGGCGGTCGGGGGCCCCAGCCTTGGGGCTGGGGCCCCCGAGCCTACTCGAAGAAACCCTGCTGCCTAGAGGGGGAGGCCTTTCTTCGAGAAGAGTGGGCCCTTCTGCCTCGAGGGACTTTATGGCAGAAGGGCCCAGGCCTACTCGAAGAGTGGGCGCCTCTTATTAAGAAGCAGCCGGTTGCGGCTTATGAGATCTTTCCCATTATAATTAACTATAACTTAGTTATAGTTAATTATAATGGGCTTTCCCCTCTCTGTAGGTTTTTCCCTTTATAAATAAGTTTAGCTAGACCCCTTCGGTCTAAACTTATTTATAATGGGAAAAACCAAGGGTTCGATGGCCACCCGGGGCTCGCTGGCCGAGGTGGCCATCGAGCCCCGGGTGGCCACCCCGGCCAGCGAGGGGCCATCGAGGGGAAAGGCTTAAAGGGGCTCTTCCTTGGAAATTCCCTTTTTAATGAACTATAACAAAGTTATAGTTCATTAAAAAGGGAATTTCCAAGGAGAGGCTCTTCCTTGGTTTTTCCCCTTAAAACTAAGTATAGTCAGACTATACTTAGTTTTAAGGGGAAAAACCAAGGACGGGCTTTTCCTTGGTTTTTCCCATTAAAATGAACTATAACTAAGTTATAGTTCATTTTAATGGGAAAAACCAAGGACGGGCCCCTGCCCCAAGTTGGGGCTAGGGGCCCCCGACCCCAGCCCCAAGGCTGGGGCCCCCGACCGCCCTGTCCTTGTTTTTTCCATTAAAACTAAGTATAGCTAGACCCCTTCGGTCTATACTTAGTTTTAATGGAAAAAACAAGGAAAGAAGGAGTCCCGGGGGCTCGATGGCCGCCCCTTCTGCGGCCATCGAGGGGGTGGCCTACGAACCCTTGGTTTTTCCCCTCGATGGCCCCTCGCTGGCCGGGGTGGCCATCGAGGGGCTCGATGGCCACCCCGGCCAGCGAGGGGCCATCGAGGGGAAGAACCCTATGTTTATCCCATTATAAATAAGTTTAGTCTAACTAAACTTATTTATAATGGGATAAACATAGCAGAAGAAAGGCCGGCCTTCTTTCCCCTCGTAGAAGCAGCCGGGGGTTCGATGGCTCGGGGGCCCCAGCCCCAAGGCTGGGGCCCCCGACCACCCCCTGGGTTCGATGGCCACCCCGGCCCTTCCCCTCCTACCCTCCGGCTCTCTCTTTTCGCTCCCTACGGCTCCGGCTCTCTCTTTTCGCCTCCCTCCCCTCTACCACTTCGTTCCCTCCGGCTCCGGTCGGGGGCCCCCAGCCCCAACTTGGGGCTGGGGGCCCCCGAGCTCCGGTACGGCTACGGCTCCGGCTCTCCTTCCCTTCGGTCCGGCTAGGTTTTTCCCATTAAAATTAACTATAAATTAGTTATAGTTAATTTTAATGGGAAAAACCTACAGAGAGCCCCTTCGATGGCCCCTCTTCCTATGTTTTCTCCACCCCCTCGATGGCCGGGTGGCGGCCATCGAGCCCCTCCGGTTTAAAAATAAGTTTAGACCGAAGGGGTCTAGCTAAACTTATTTTTAAACCGGAGGGGCTCGATGGCCGCCACCCGGCCATCGAGGGGGTGGAGAAAACATAGCCGGACCGAACCGGACCGGAGGGAGCGAAGCGTAAGAGGACGAAGTGGTAGAGGAGCCGGCCCGGACCGGACCGGAGGGAAGCCGGAGCCGTACCGAAGCCGGAGCCGTAGGGTAGGAGGGAGGGAGCCGAAGGGTAGCAGAGCGTAAGAGGGAAGGCCGGAGGGTAGAAGGCCGGACCGGACCGGAGGGTAGCCGGAGCCGTAGCCGTAGCCGTAGCCGTAGGGAGCGAAGTGGTAGAGGGGAGGGCGGGAGGAAGGGAGAGCCGGAGCCGTACCGGAGCTCGGGGGCCCCCAGCCCCAAGTTGGGGCTGGGGGCCCCCGACCGGAGCCGGAGGGAACGAAGTGGTAGAGGGGAGGGAGGCGAAAAGAGAGAGAGCCGGAGCCGTAGGGAGCGAAAAGAGAGAGCCGGAGGGTAGGAGGGGAAGGAAGGGCCGCCCTCTCTGTAGGTTTTTCCTATTTAAACGGATTTGAATCCGTTTAAATAGGAAACCGGACCTCACCGGAGCCGGGGCCGTAGGGAAGGAGGGAGAGGAATAGCAGTTCTTGGGCTCGTAGGCCACCTGCTTTTACGAGGGGAAAGAAGGAGGCCTCCTTCTTTCCCCTCGCTGAAGCAGGCTCGATGGCCGCCCTGTCCTTGTTTTTTACCCTTAAACCTAAGTATAGCTAGACCCCTTCGGTCTATACTTAGTTTTAAACCGGAGGGGTGGAGAAAAACAAGGAAAGAAGGAGGCCATATAGGGGGTGGGTTCGATGGCCACCCCGGCCATCGAGGGGCCAGCGAACCCTTGGTTTTTCCATTATAAATAAGTTTAGACCGAAGGGGTCTAGTTAAACTTATTTATAATGGAAAAACCTACAGAGAGGGCTCGATGGCCGCCCGCCCCTTCGATGGCCAGCAGAAGGGGTGGCCATCGAAGGGCCGGGGCTCGATGGCCGCCCCCGGCCATCGAGGGGGTGGCCATCGAACCCGAAGGAGGCCGGGGTGGCCTTTCCCCTCGTAGGCCGGGGGGGGGTCGGGGGCCCCAGCCCATACTTGGGGCTGGGGCTCGGGGGCCCCAGCCCCAAGTATGGGCTGGGGCCCCCCGAGCCTACGAACCCTTTTCCCATTATAAATAAGTTTAGCTAGACCCCTTCGGTCTAAACTTATTTATAATGGGAAAAACCAAGGACGCAGGAAAGAAGGACCCCTCTATGGAAACCGCCCCTTATGCGCAGAATAGGGGGGGGCTATAACGAGAAGAACCCCATAAAAAACCCTTCGTTCTGAAAGCGGCAAGAACCGCTGCTTGTTCCCCAGACTCTGAAGCCCTTTCGTTCTTGGGGCTTCTGCGCCGTTGCTTGGAGAGCCCCTGAAAGGTCTTCTGCTCCAAGCATCGGCACAGAAGCCCCTCTTCCCTTTTCGCCGGGCTTTTATTTTTTATTTAGGTCTTACTTACTTATAAGACGGGCGGTTTACCGAAGGAGTTCAGTCCTTTCAGTGCCCCCTAGACTTATAAGGAATCGGCAAGAACTGCTATTCGTCGACGAATTGCTGACTGAAAGGGGGCTGCTGGTGGTTCCAAGCACCGCTGACCGTAGGGGAACGGAGCTACGGGTTGGGCCCCTTCGGTCTAGGGGCCCATATAAGGTCTGCTGGCAGAAGACCCAAGGCCGCAGTTCTTCGACGAAAAGCAGGTCTTGCCGCTTACTTATTAAGTATAGGGGAGGGCACTGAACCTCCTTCCCCATCTTACTTCTTCGCAGAAGAAGGGTACTGGCTTACCGAAGGGTAATGGCTTACCGAAGGGTATTACCGAAGGGTACTGGCTTACTCTCTTACTCTCTTACTCTCTTACTCTCTTACTCTCTTACTCTCTTACTCTCTTACTTACTTACTTACTTACTTACTTACTTACTTACTTACTTACTTACTTACTTACTTACTTACTTACTTACTTATAAGTCCTAAATGACCTACAAGGGGCATACAAGCCCCGGCATCCGAGGCAGCGGGGCTCTTATTCTTATTTAGGACTTATAAGTTAAGGAAGAGGGGGCGCCGATGCTTGGAGGCTTCTGAGATCCGGAAACCGGTGCTGCTTCTTTCCTTTTCCCATTATAATTAACTATAACTTAGTTATAGTTAATTATAATGGGAAAAGGAAAGAAGCAGAAGGGCCCACTCTTGCAACCGGTTGCAAGAAGCAGCAGTTTCCCTTTAAGCTGCTTGCTCAGCATCCGGTGCTGCTTTAAGGCGGTTTCCGACCGGGTGTAAGCACCGGTGGGACCGCTGTCAGAACTGCTGGCAGAAGGGCCCACTCTTGCAACCGGTTGCAAGAGTGGGCCCTTCTGCCAGCAGTTCTGACAGCGGTCCCACCGGTGCTTACACCCGGTCGGAAACCGCCTTAAAGCAGCAGTTTCCCTTTAAGCTGCTCTTCGGCTTAAACGCCTTAAAGCAAAGAGCAGGGCTGCTATTTAAAAAGGACGAAGACAAGAAGAGAAAAAACCGGCTGTTTAAGAAAAAAGAAAAAGGAAAGAAAAAGGGGGTTCTCTTTCGCGAAAAATTACGTATAAGTCTCTTATTAAGTTAAGACGTGTTTCTAAATGTGTTTTTAGACAAAAAGTTGAACGTATATTTATCATTAGGTTTTTAGAGAAAGGCCCTAAACTTACTTAAAGAAAAGAAAATAGAAAATCAAAGTTTTTTAGATTAAACTATTTGTTAATAAACTAAAAGCATTTAATTGTTTTATTAAAAACTTTTAACAACTAATAGGTAATTATTTTAAATACAGGATCACTCTTTTTATTTAAACTCATATATTTTCATTTTTTTTTATGTGGTTAAAAAACCTTATAGGTTTTTTAAAACTAGTAACTATTTAATAAATGTTTACAACGTATGTTTTTAATATAATTAAGTTTCTAACAAAATTTTTTTTAGAGTTCTTCTTTTTATGGTTTAATCATAGTTTTTTAAGTGTATTTTACATTTAGTAAAAAAACAAGCAGCAGTTCTTGCAGCAACGTGCTACATAGGGAAACCGGTCTTCTGGTGCTTTCCCCTCGTAGGCCGCAGAAGGGCGGTCGGGGGCCGTCCTTGGTTTTCTCCCTCCTACCCTCCGGCTCCGGCTTAAAACTAAGTATAGCTAGACCCCTTCGGTCTATACTTAGTTTTAAGCCGGAGCCGGAGGGTAGGAGGGAGAAAACCAAGGAAAGCCCATACTTGGGGCTGGGGCCCCCGAGCCTTTCGTCTGCTATGTTTCGACCCCGCCCATTATAATTAACTATAACTAAGTTATAGTTAATTATAATGGGAACAACCTATTAGGGAAGAGCCCAAATTACTAGAAGAACCTTTTAAAGGTGCGGAGCAACTTTAAGGCGGTTGCTCTTACCCTCGTAGGCCGCAGAAGGGCGGTCGGGGGGGCCCCAGCCCATACTATGGGCTGGGGCCCCCGAGCCTCTCCTTGGAAAGATCCATTTAAATGAACTATAACAAAGGTATAGTTCATTTAAATGGATCTTTCCAAGGAGAGGCTCGGGGGCCCCAGCCCATAGTATGGGCTGGGGCCCCCCCGACCGCCCTTCTGCGGCCTACGAGGGTAAGCACAAGAAAACCGGTTTCCCCTATTCTAATTAGCTATAACTAAGTTATAGTTTATTATAATGGGCTTTCTGCTGGGAAACTGTCGGTTCTTTCCCCTCTTCCTATGGTTTCCTCCCTCCTACCCTACGGCTCCGGCTCTTTCCCTCCGGTCGGGGGCCCCAGCCCCAACTTGGGGCTGGGGCCCCCGAGTCCCTACGGCTCCGGCTTAAACCTAAGTTTAGACCGAAGGGGTCTAGCTAAAGTTTTAAACCGGAGGGGCTATATGGCCGCTCGGGGGCCCCTAGCCCCAAGTTGGGGCTTTCCTTGGTTTTTCCCCTTAAACCTAAGTATAGCTAGACCCCTTCGGTCTATACTTAGGTTTAAGGGGAAAAACCAAGGACGGGCCCCCTTCTGCGGCCATATAGGGGGTGGAGAAAACATAGCCGGACCGGAGCCGGAGGGTAGGAGGGAGGAAGGGCCGGGGCTCGATGGCCGCCCCCGGCAATCGAAGGGGTGGTCGGGGGCCCCAGCCCATACTTGGGGCTGGGGTCGGGGGCCCCTAGACCGAAGGCGGCCCCGCCCAGACTTGGGGCAGGGGCCCCCAAGCCCGTTCTTGGTTTTCTCCCTCCTACCCTCCGGCTCCGGCTTAAAACTAAGTATAGCTAGACCCCTTCGGTCTATACTTAGTTTTAAGCCGGAGCCGGAGGGTAGGAGGGAGAAAGGAAGAGCCATCGAACCCTTGGTTTTTCCCATTATAATTAACTATAACTTAGTTATAGTTAATTATAATGGGAAATTTTACCATTATAAATAAGTTTAGTTAGACCGTAGGATCCACCTTCTTTGTCCTAATAAGTTTTTCTTCTGCCATCATAATTAACTATAACTTAGTTATAGTTAATTATGATGGCAGAAGAAAAACCTATTAGGAAGAACAGCTTATATTTTTATAATGGTAAAAATACTGAAAGGGTCTTCCTTGGGTTTTCCCTTCCCCTCGTAGAAGCAAAGAGCAGGGGCTCGATGGCCGCCCGCCGAAGGAGGCCGCAGAAGGGGTGGCCTACGACCCCTTGGTTTTTCCCATTATAAATAAGTTTAGACCGAAGGGGTCTAGCTAAACTTATTTATAATGGGAAAAACCAAGGGGTCGTAGGCCACCCCTTCTGCGGCCTCCTTCGGCGGGCGGCCATCGAGCCCCTGCTCTTTGCTTCTACGAGGGGAAGGGAAAACCAAGCAGAAGAACTGCTGCTTGGAAGAACCCCCTTATAGGATGGGCGGTTCCCCTTATAGGATTCTTAGAATTTTAGTTAGACTATACTTTTAAGGTCTTCGGCTATAAACTCTTTCTTATGTAAGTTTTATAGCCGAAGAGCAGGACAAAGCTCTCTGTTCTTGCTCTTCCTTGGGTTTTCCCATTATAATTAACTATAACTAAGTTATAGTTAATTATAATGGGAAAACCCAAGGAAGAGCAAGAACAGAGAGCTTTGTCCTGCTCTTCGGCTATAAAACAAAAAACCGAAGGGTACTAGAAGGTGCCAGCCCTTTAGAACTAATTATATTCTAAAAATTAAGAATTCTTACTTATAAGAAAAACAAAGGGAACCAGCAGTTCTCCCGAAGTTTACTTCTCCTATTCTAACTATACCTAAGTATAGTTAGAATATGAAAACGGGGCACCTTGTTTTTGGTCGGCTACGGCAAGAACGCAAGAACTTTAAGGGAGCTGCAGCAGAAGAATTGCCCCTTATAAGTTTAGTTCTACTAAACTTATAAGGGGCAATTCTTCTGCTGCAGCTCCCTTAAAGTTCTTGCGTTCTTGCCGTATACTCGCCCTAGACCGAAGGGTCTTCTGCTGCTTCAGACTCTGGCAGAAGAACCAGCAGGAGGAAGACCCTTCGGTATAGGGCCCCTGCTTTTAAGGAGAAGACCCCCTGCTCCGTTGGTACGGGGAGAGTATTTCTGCTGCTCTTCGGCTATGAAACAAAGGAAAGAGGCTAGAGGCTAGAGCAGTTCTTGAGGGTGTTACTTACTTATAAGTGACCTTACTTATAAGTAAGTAGAGGGCCACTTATAAGTAAGACTGAAAGGCTACGGGCCCATTTACAGTCACCATCCCTTTTTCTAATACTAACTGTTTAAGTATACCCCTACCTACCTACCTACCTACCTACCTACCTACCTACCTACCTACTAAGTATACTTAATTATTCTAAGAAAAAGGGACAAGAACGAAAAATAAGAAATGCTACAAAGAAAGGGCATGAAAGGCTGCTAAGAAGAATGTGCTACCGGAAGAAAGCCAGCAGAAGAACTGGACTTATCCTAGCGGGAACCTTTAGCTGAACTTTGTACAGCTTCTTTAAGCTTGAATAGAGCTCAAAACAAAGAAGTTCAGCTCTGGAAGAGGAGAAGAAGAATTGCACTTCGAAGGAACAACAGGAGTCTCCAAAGCATCCTTCTTTTATTTTTAGCGTTCCTATGAAAGAAAAACGCTAAAAATAAAAGAAGGGAAAGAAAGCAGGTTTCCCTTTAAGCGTTTAGCTTTTGCTAAATAGGGGTATCCACTAACTTACTTAACTTGTAAGTGAAAATTTCCTGCTGGTTCCCTATAAGGAACGGCTGCTTGCAGGAAAGCTTTGTTGTCCTAATAAGTTCTTAAAAATTAGATAACTTCAGGTGCTAACGATACAATTTTAGTAAAATTTTTATCTCTTAATTCACGAGCAATGGGACCAAAAACGCGTGTTCCACGTGGGTTACCTTCTTTATTAATAATTACAGCTGCGTTTTCATCAAATTTAATGGTCATACCATTTTGTCTACGTAAACCTTTACTTGTACGTACAATAACAGCTCGTACAATATCTGCTTTTTTTGTTGGCATATTTGGAATTGCATCTTTTACAACGGCAATAATAATATCACCAATACTACCGTCACTTGTGCCTAAAACTCTAATGCACATTAATTTGCGAGCACCGCTATTATCTGCTACATTTAAATAAGATTGAGGTCTAATCATAGTTTAATAATTTTTTTGTTGTATCCTTTTCTATTTTTACACAAAATAGGTTTTTGATACATTTTTGGATCTAAAAATAATGCTTTTTAAGGCTGGTAGGTCTAAAACACATTATAGCACGTACTGCTGCGAAGACCCGGGTCTGGGCATTTTTGCGAAGCTTCCTGTTCCTCCGGGTTTTCCCTATGCTCCCCTATCAGCAGCCGAAGCAGCAGAAGAAACCGCATAGAGCAGCAGAAGACCGGTCTTCTGCTGCTCTATGCGGTTTCTTCTGCCGGTTTTCTTCTTAAAGGCGGTTCTTGTAAACCGGTTGCTCCGCCTTTAAGAAGAAAACCGGCAGAAATAACAAGGAAAGCACAAGAAGACCGGTCTTCTGCTGCTCTATGCGGTTTCTTCTGCCGGTTTTCTTCTTAAAGGCGGTTCTTGTAAACCGGTTGCTCCGCCTTTAAGAAGAAAACCGGTGTCAGAACTGCTGCGTCTTTCCTTTTCCCATTATAATTAACTATAACTTAGTTAATTATAATGGGAAAAGGAAAGAAGCGGAAGAGCAACCGGTTTCCCCTCTTCCTTGTTTTTTCCCATTAAAACTAAGTTTAGCTAGACCCCTTCGGTCTAAACTTAGTTTTAATGGGAAAAAACAAGGAGAGGCCTTCCCCCTCGATGGCCTCCTTCTTTCCTTGTTTTTTCCCTTAAAACTAAGTATAGTCAAACTATACTTAGGTTTAAGGGAAAAAACAAGGACAGGGCGGGTTCGATGGCCACCCCGGCCTCTCCTATGTTTTTCCCATTAAAACTAAGTATAGTCAGACTATACTTAGGTTTAAGCCGGAGCCGTAGGGAAGGAGGGAGAAAACATAGGAAGAGGGGCCATCGAGCCCCTCTTCCTATGTTTTCTCCTACCCTCCGGCTCCGGCTTATAATTAACTATAACAAAGTTATAGTTAATTATAAACCGAAGGGGCTCGATGGCCGCCCGCCGAAGGAGGCCGGGGGTGGAGAAAACATAGCCGGACCGGAGGGTAGCCGGAGCCGTAGGGAACGAAGTGGTAGAGGGAAGGAAGGGTCGGGGGCCCCAGCCCATCCTATGGGCTGGGGCCCCCCGAGCCGGGGCTCTTCCGGCTTGGTTTTTCCCCTTAAAACTAAGTATAGTCTGACTATACTTAGTTTTAACGGGAAAAACCAAGCCGGAAGGAAGAAGGGCGGTCGGGGGTTGGGGGCCCCAGCCCATAGTATGGGCTGGGGCCCCCAACCCCCGACCGCCCTGTCCTTGGTTTTCCTCTCTCTTTCTGCTACCCTTCGGCTACCCTACGGCTCCCCTACCCTACGGTCCCTTCCTTCCCTCCGGTCCGGCTCTTACGCTCTGCTACCCTTCGGCTACTTCCCTCCGGTACGGCTACGGCTTCGGTTCCTTCCCTCCGGTTGGGGGCCCCAGCCCATACTATGGGCTGGGGCCCCCCGAGCCCCAGCCCATACTATGGGCTGGGGCCCCCGAGCCCCCGAGTCCGGTCCGGCTTAAACCTAAGTATAGACCGAAGGGGTCTAGCTATACTTAGTTTTAAACCGGAGGGGCTATATGGCCGCCACCCGGCCATATAGGGGGCGGAGAAAAACAAGGAAAGAAGGAGGCCGGGGGGTTCGATGGCCACCCCCTGGCCATCGAAGGGGCTCGATGGCCGCTCGGGGGCCCCAGCCCATAGTATGGGCGGGGGCTCGGGGGCCCCAGCCCATAGTATGGGCTGGGGCCCCCCGACCCTGTCCTTGTTTTTCTCCACCCCTCCGGTTTAAAACTAAGTATAGCTAGACCCCTTCGGTCTATACTTAGGTTTAAGGGTTGGGGCCCCTAGCCCCAACCCTTAAAACTAAGTATAGTTAGACTATACTTAGGTTTAAGGGGAAAAAACAAGGACAGGGCTCGATGGCCGCCCCTTCTGCGGCCATCGAGGGGGTGGTCGGGGGCTCGGGGGCCCCCAGCCCCAAGTATGGGCAGGGGCCCCCAACCCCAGCCCCAAGTTGGGGCTGGGGTTGGGGGCCCCTGCCCATACTTGGGGCTGGGGGCCCCCGAGCCCCCGAGCCATCGAACCCTTGGTTTTTCCCATTAAAACTAATTATATTTAAATATAATTAGTTTTAATGGGAAAAACCAAGGGTTCGCTGGCCACCCCGGCTGCTTCATCGAGGGGAAAGAAGGGCGGCCTACGAGCCCAAGAACCGCCTTTAAGAAGAAAACCGGCTGCTTCTACGAAGCGAGCAGCCGGTTTCGCAGAAGAACCCCCGTAACCACTGAGGCGTTCCTTTGTTACTCTCGTTTAAGTTTCGTATTATAATTAACCTATAAGTTAATTATAATACGAAACTTAAAAACTTACTTACTTATAAAAGCAGCTCTTACATCACTTACTTACTTATAAGTTTTTAAGTTTCGTATTCTAATTAACTATACTTACTAGCTTATAGTTAATTAGAATACGAAACTTAAAAACTATTATAATTAAATATTCTTATTGGTTGGTATAAAAGTCAAGACGGGACTCATAAGGGTTTTTTTAAGGACTGAAAGTACTGAAAGGAACCGGGGGAGGTTTTACTTATAAGGAGTTTTGTATTATACTACAGTATACTAATGTATACTGAATTCTAATACGAATTATAATTTCCTTTGTTTCATAGCCGAAGAGCAGGACAAACCCTCTTATAAGCAGCCCTTCTTCCGGTTCTTAAAGGTGGATCAACCGGTTTCCCCTCCTCCCCTCGTAGGCCGCAGAAGGCCGGCCTACGAGACTGAAGGTCCAGAGCACCGCTTCCTCTTTCCCTCCGGCCTCTACCACTTCGTTCCAGAGCACCGTAGGGAACCGGTGAGGTCCGGTTTCCCATTATAAATAAGTTTAGACCGAAGGGGTCTAGCTAAACTTATTTATAATGGGAAAAACATAGGAAAGGCCTGTCCCCTCGTAGAAGCAGGCTCGATGGCCGCCCTCCCCTCTTCCTATGTTTTCCTCTACCCCTCCGGTCGGGGGGCCCCCAGCCCATACTTGGGGCTGGGGGCCCGTCCTTGGTTTTCCTCTACCCCTCCGGTCCCTCCGGCTTAAAACTAAGTATAGTCAGACTATACTTAGTTTTAAGCCGGAGGGACCGGAGGGGTAGAGGAAAACCAAGAGAGAGCCGTAGGGGACCCCAGCCTTGGGGCTGGGGCTCCCGAGTCCCTCCGGCTTAAACCTAAGTTTAGACCGAAGGGGTCTAGCTAAACTTAGTTTTAAACCGGAGGGGCTATATGGCCGCTCGGGGGTTGGGGGCCCCAGCCCCCAACCCCCGACCCTTCTTCCGGCCATATAGGGGTGGAGAAAACATAGCCGGACCGGACCGAAGCCGGAGCCGTACCGGAGGGTAGGAGCCGAAGGGTAGCAGAAAGAGAGAGCCGGAGCCGTAGGGAAGGAGGGGAGAGCCGAACCGGAGCCGGAGGGAAGGAGGCCGGAGGGTAGAAGGAAGGAAGGGCCGGGTCCCGATGGCCGCCCCTTCTGCGAAGCAGCCATCGAGGGGTGGTCGGGGGCCCCCAGCCCATACTTGGGGCTGGGGGTCGGGGGCCCCTAGACCGAAGGCGGCCCCGCCCAGACTTGGGGCAGGGGCCCCCAAGCCCGTTCTTGTTTTCTCCCTCCTACCCTCCGGCTCCGGCTTAAAACTAAGTATAGCTAGACCCCTTCGGTCTATACTTAGTTTTAAGCCGGAGCCGGAGGGTAGGAGGGAGAAAACAAGAGAGAGCCGTAGGGGACCCCAGCCTTGGGGCCCCCGAGCCATCGAACCCGAAGGAGGCCAACGATCCCCGGCCATCGAGGGGAAAGAAGGGCGTCCCTTCTTCCCTCCGGCTTGTTTTTTCCCATTAAAATGAACTATAAATTAGTTATAGTTCATTTTAAACCGAAGGGGCTCGATGGCCGCCCGCCCCTTCGATGGCCAGGAGGGGGTGGCCACCCCCGGGCCGGGGTGGCCATCGAACCCGAAGGAGGCCATCGAGGGGGTGGAGAAAGGAAGAGCCCCTTCGATGGCTCGGGGGCCCCAGCCCATAGTTGGGGCTGGGGCTCGGGGGCCCCAGCCCAAAGTATGGGCTGGGGCCCCCAACCCCGACCCCTCGCTGAAGCAGCCGGGGTGGCCATCGAACCCAGCAGAAGGGCTATATGGCCGCCCTGTCCTTTTTTTTTTCTCGGGGGCCCCCAGCCCCAAGTTGGGGCTGGGGGCCCCCGACCATTAAAACTAAGTATAGCTAGACCCCTTCGGTCTATACTTAGTTTTAATGGAAAAAAAAAGGAAAGAAGGAGGCCATCGAGGGGGGGTGGCCTACGAGGGGAAAGAAGGAGGAATTTTTACCATTATAAAAATATAAGTCCAGCTCTTTCCCTCCGGCTTAGCGGAGCACCGGGAGTTCAAGCATCGGCGTTTTAAGCAGCAAGAACACCCTGCGGTCGGTCTAACTAAACTTATTTATAATGGTAAAAATTCCTCTTCTCCCTCCCTCCCCTCCTACCGCCCCTCCGGCTACGGTCCCTTCTTCCCTACGGCTACGGCTCCTTTAAGCTCCGGCTTCGGTTAAAGGCTTTCCTTTTCCCATTAGAATTAACTATAACTAAGTTATAGTTAATTCTAATGGAACCAAGGAAAGAAAGCTATGTTTATCCCCTCTTTCCCTCCGGTTTCTTCTGCCATTAGAATTAACTATAACTTAGTTATAGTTAATTAAAATGGGAAAAACCAAGGGTTCGCTGGCTCGGGGGCTCTTCCTTGGTTTTCTCCCTCCTACCCTCCGGCTCCGGCTTAAAACTAAGTATAGACCGAAGGGGTCTAGCTATACTTAGTTTTAAGCCGGAGCCGGAGGGTAGGAGGGAGAAAACCAAGGACGGGCCCCCAGCCCATAGTATGGGCAGGGGCCCCCAACCCCAGCCCCAAGTATGGGCTGGGGCTCGGGGGCCCCCAGCCCATAGTATGGGCTGGGGGCCCCCCCCGACCACCCCCTAGATGGCCGGGGGTGGCCATCGAACAAGAACCCCGGCCTCCTTCTTTCCTTGTTTTTTGGCCCCTAGCCCCAAGTCTGGGCGGGGCCGCCTTCGGTCTAGGGGCCCCATTAAAACTAAGTATAGCTAGACCCCTTCGGTCTATACTTAGTTTTAATGGAAAAAACCAGGACAGGGCGGCCTTATAGCCCCGGGTTCGATGGCCACCCCGGCCATCGAGGGGCCAGCGAGGGGAAAGAACGGATTATATTTTTTTATAAGAATATAATTAACTATAACTTAGTTATAGTTAATTATATTCTTATAAAAAAATATAATCCGTTCTAATGGGAAAAACCAAGGGTTCGATGGCCACCCCCGGCCTCCTCCGGCGGGCGGCCATCGAGCCCCGGCCCTTCCTTCCCTCTACCCCTCCGGTCCCTACGGCTCCGGCTCTACCCTAAGGTCCTCTCCTCCGGTCCGGCTATGTTTTCTCCCTCCCCTCTTACGCTTCGCTCCCTACGGCTCCGGCTCCGGCTTAAAAATAAGTTTAGCTAGACCCCTTCGGTCTAAACTTATTTTTAAGGGTAAAAACATAGGAAGAGGGGAAAGCCACCAGCAGCCGCTCCACTCTCTTTTATGAAAGTTTCATAGTAGCGGTTTATAGGAGCACCCATTATAACTTACTTAGCGAAGCGTACTAGCCCACTACCCTTCGGTTACTTAGCGAAGCGTACTGGCCCACTACCCTTCGGTTACTTAGCGAAGCGGACTGGCTTAGCAAAGCGGACTGGCCCACTACCCTTCGGTTACTTCCTTACTTAGCGAAGCGGACTGGCTTAGCGAAGCGTTTCCTTTCTCCACCCCCTCGATGGCCGCCCCTTCTGCGGCCATCGAGGGGGTGGAGAAGGCCCACTACCCTTCGGTTACTTAGCGTAGCGGACTGGCTTAGCGTAGCGGACTGGCTTACTTACTTATAAGTCGCTTTTTAAAAGAAGGGGAAAGCAAAACTATTTGTTCGGGAAACAAATAGGTAGCAGTTGACGACAGCGCGGCTTTTTTAGCAACGAAGTGGCGTAAGAGGACCAGAAGAACAAAATTGGAGGTAAAAATGAAGACGAATCGCGGACAGCTCTAAACGAACTTAGTTAGCTGGTTCTTCTGCCGCAGCAAAAAGCAGTGTTCAAACAAAGGAAGGGTAAAACTTGTTGTTCTTTTTAGGTTATTAACCATATTCATTTTGTTTTTTAATTTTCTGCAGAACAAAAAAGTTTTAGACACTACGATTTAGCTTTGCTAAAAATTTAGTTTTAACCGGCATTTTATATGCTGCAATACGTAAAGCTTGACGTGCTATAATTTCTGAAACACCTTTTATTTCATAAAGAATTTTACCGGGTTGTATAACAGCTACCCAATATTCTGGTGCACCTTTACCAGAACCCATACGTGTTCCTGCAGGACGTATTGTAATAGGTTTATCTGGAAAAATGCGAATCCATAATTTACCACCACGTTTTACATAACGTGTAAGAACACGACGGCCCGATTCAATTTGTCGAGAGGTAATCCAACAAGGTTCTATTGCTTGTAAAGCAAAATCACCAAAAGCAATTGTGTTTCCACGTGTGGCTTTACCTTTTAAACTACCACGATGATGTTTACGATATTTTGTTCTTTTTGGGCTTAACATTAAAATCTAAAAATTTACTTTTTTACAGGCTGAACCGGAAATCTAATGCTATTTCTCCTTTCGGCTGCTTCTTCTAAGCCCCTTAGACAAACGGCAATAAAGCAGCTTATAAGTTAAGTGTTTAGTCGGCTTTTGCTGTACTGAAACGGGGCCCCTGAGCAGCTCTTCCGTCTCCTGGCTCCCTTACAGTCTTACTTATAAGTAAGTGGCTGGGGTCGGGCATACCAAAAGGCCAGGGGCTCGTAGGCCGCCCCCTCGATTGCCGTAAGAAGGTCGGCCATCGACCCCCCCCGGCTGCTTCTACGAGGGGGTTCTTCTCTTCCCCTCGATGGCCACCCCCCCCCCGGCCTCCTTCTTTCCTTGTTTTTCTCCACCCCCTCGATGGCCGGGTGGCGGCCATCGAGCCCCTCCGGTTTAAAACTAAGTATAGCTAGACCCCTTCGGTCTATACTTAGGTTTAAGCCGGAGGGACGCGGGGGCCCCAGCCCATAGTATGGGCTGGGGCCCCCGACCCCCGAGCCTCTCCTTGTTTTTTCCCCTTAAAACTAAGTAGAGTCAGACTATACTTAGTTTTAAGGGGAAAAAACAAGGAAGAGGGGAAAGCAGCACCGGCCTACTCTTAATAAGATAAGAGTTCAGAGCACCGTAGGGAATCGGCGCCCCTATAGGGACTTTAAGGCTAGAAGAAGGGCGGCCTACTTTATGAGTTCAGAGCACCGTAGGGAATTGGCGCCCTATAGGTACTTTAAGGATAGAAGAAGGGCAGCCTACTTCTTATTACCCCCTCGAGGGTGCCATTAAGGGCTAGGGATAGTTAAGAGCCCACCTTGTCTGGCAGCAGCCGCCGTCGTTCTATGGCCTTGCTTCTAGGGGCACCCCTCTTATTAGGAAGCAGCTTTAAGGGGTTCTCCTCCTTCTTCCGCAGAAGGGGCGCAGCGGTTCCAAGCACCGCTTTCCCTCCGGCGAGGAATTTTTACCATTATAAATAAGTATAGTCAGACTATACTTATTTATAATGGTAAAAATTCCTAGCCCATTATAATTAACTATAACTTAGTTATAGTTAATTATAATGGGCTAGGAATTTTTACCATTATAAATAAGTATAGTCTGACTATACTTATTTATAATGGTAAAAATTCCTAGCCGGAGGGAAAGCGGTGCTTGGAAAGCCACCAGCAGGGGGCTGCTTCGCTGCCCCCCCCCCGGGCTACTTCGGCGAGCAACCGGTTGCTCCGCACCGGTGCTACGAAGGCCGGGCGTTCGAGAAGAACCCCTGTTCTTCTGCTGAAAGGGGAGGCTACGGGAACGGCGGTTCTGTCCCCTCGCTGGCCGGGGTGGCCAGCGAACCCTTGGTTTTACCATTATAATTAACTATAACTAAGTTATAGTTAATTATAATGGTAAAACCAAGGGTTCGCTGGCCACCCCGGCCAGCGAGGGGACAGAACCGCCGTTCCCCTACCACTTATAATTAATTTTAGTTAGACTTAAATTAATTATAAGGGTAACCCGCATTAAAGTGCTATGGGTTCTTGCCGCCTTAAAATGTTCTCCTCCTTCTTCTTCTGCTGCTTGCAGAAGGGGCGGTTTTAAGCCACCAGCAGGGGGCTGAAAACCGCCCCTTCTGCAAGCAGCAGAAGAAGAAGGAGGAGAACACCGGTCTCGACTGAAAGGGGTTAGTCCCGCTGAAGAACCTCCGGCAGCAGCCTACGGGGAAAAAAAACTGCTGTTCATAATAAGAAGAACAGCAGGAGGACCGCGCCCCTTAAAGGATTTCTGTCCTTGGTTTTTCCCTTCCTTTTTTACCATTATAAATAAGTTTAGTCAGACTATACTTATTTATAATGGTAAAAAGGAAGGGAAAAACCAAGGACAGAAATCCTTTAAGGGGCGCGGTCCTCCTGCTGTTCTTCTTATTATGAACAGCAGTTTTAAAGCCGGCTCGGGGGCCCCAGCCCATAGTATGGGCTGGGGCCCCCGACCCCTCTTCCTATGTTTTCCTCCTACCCTCCGGCTCTTACGCTTCGCTCCCTACGGCTCCGGCTTAAAACTAAGTTTAGACCGAAGGGGTCTAGCTAAACTTAGTTTTAAGCCGGAGCCGTAGGGAGCGAAGCGTAAGAGCCGTAGGGTAGGAGGAAAACATAGACGGACCGGAGGAGAGGACCGTAGGGTAGAGCCGGAGCCGGAGGGACCGGAGGGGTAGAGGGAAGGAAGGGACGGGGCTCAATGGCCGCTCGGGGGCCCCAGCCCCAAGTATGGGCTGGGGCCCCCGACCCCTTCTGCGGCCGGGGGTGGTCGGGGGCCCCAGCCCATACTTGGGGCTGGGGCCCCCGAGCCATCGAACCCGAAGGAGAGCAGAACTCTCCCGGTCCCGGTGCTATGGGCAGAACCAGCTAACCCCTTTCAGTCCTGCTCTTCGGCTATGAAACAAAGAGCACTTTAAGGCGGTTTATAGGCGCGGTTTATAGGAGCACCCTTAGACTTTTAGTTAGACTAAAAGTCTAAGGGTGCTCCTATAAACCGCGCCTATAAACCGCCTTAAAGTGCTCTTTGTCGCAGCAGGTTTCTTTTAAAGAAGGGTGCTCCTCTCGAACACCGGCTGCCGGAAGAGCCGCCCAGTGCTCCGTTTACTTATCCTATTATAACTAACTCTAACTAAGTATAGTTAGTTAAAATAGGATAATTAAACTTCCTAGAGGCTAGAGGCTGAAAGGTCGCCTTTCCTTTGTTTCCTATACTTACTATATTAATTAATATAGTAAGTATAGTAACGGAAATTTTTTAAGTTTCATATTATACTTATAAGTTAATTAGAATACGAAACTTAAAACTCTTATAAGTAAGTAAGTAAGTAAGTAAGTAAGTAAGTAAGTAAGTAAGTAAGTAAATGCGGCCCCTTCCCTTTCAGTCGGTCTTATAAGTAGTTTCGTATAATACTTACTTAAGTCTATTAAGTAGTTAATTATAATACGAAACCAAGGAAAGAGTCGCGGGTTCTTGCAAAGGCTTTACAGTCACGGTTGCTAAAAGAAGCAGCTGGAGACTCCCTGCTTCTTTTCCCCTTGGGAAAAGAAGCAGGGAGTCTCCAGAAAATAAGGAAAGGAGACTTAGCTCGAATAGCCGTCCAACGGGAACGGCCTAGATAGGAAAGAGAGAAGAAGAAGACGTTCAACCAAAAGAAAGTCTAAATGTATAAAAAAATCAAAAATGAATTCCATTTTTATACACAGATATGTCGCTTTTACTCAACATAAATAGTTTTTAACTTTTGGATATTCTAATCATAAATGGTTCTTTTTAATTACTTATATAAGTTTTAAGTTGAAGTTTAACACTATAAGTTAAGTAGAGCTGTCTTCTTACGCTCTTTCTGCAATTTCCCTAAGACCTTTCACTACACTTATAAGTAAGTAAGCCAGTCCGCTTCGCTAAGTAAGTAAGTAAATAAGTAAGAGAGTAAGTAAGAGAGTAAGTAAGAGAGTAAGTAAGCCAGTACCCTTCGGTATGTAAGTGGCCCCTAGCTGCTACGCTGTCTTTTAAAAGAAGCAGACCGTAGGGAACTGGCTTAACTTAGAAGTAAGTACTGAATGCGGGGGTTCTTGCGGGTGAAGGATGCCTTTCTTTAGAAGAAAACCTTAGGGAAAAACTTAACTTACTTATAAGTAAGTATTAAGGGTGTTCTTATTTAAGAACCTTGCATAAGAAAATACGCAACCTATAAGGGAACGTAAGAAATCGCTGTTTATATTTTCCATTCCCATAGGGAACAATGAATTAATAAGAAGGGAGCCGGTTTCTATTTAAGGGAATGAAAAGTATTTTTTGACTGTAGAGACCATTCCTTTTTTTCGATTTGTTACTGGGCTGCTTGGATAGAGGTTTATTTGAAATAGCAAGGGTGCTTTTTGAAGACCATAAAGAAAGAATTCAGCTTTCTTAAAGAAAAAACTTAAATTTTATTAAAAGTTTAAAAACGAAAAAGTACATAACATTTATTAGTTAAAAATCCAAAATATAATGACTAACAACTACTTTTATTATTTTAATATTATCAATTGTACAGATATAAATTCTATTTATCTATTTATATATTATCAAAAATATCTAAAAAAAAACAATCCAAAAATGTTTTTGTTCTTTCCGTTCCTATACTACTTAACTATACTTATAAGTTAATTAGTATAGGAAATTCCCTATAGCCAGGCTTAGTACGCGGTTTAAGGCGAAGCAGCCAGCTGTCCCCCTTAGCTGCCCTTTTCCCAAGTCCGGGCTACTTCTAGGGGCTCTTCCCCTCGTAGAAGCAGCCGGGGGTGGCCACCCCCTGGCCTCTCCTATGTTTTTCCCATTAAAACTAAGTATAGCTAGACCCCTTCGGTCTATACTTATGTTTAAGGGGAAAAACATAGGAAGAAGGGGCGGCCCTTCCTTCTTCCCTCCGGCTCTCCCCTCCCTTCCTTCCTTCCCTCTTACGCTCTGCTACCCTTCGGTCCCTACGGCTCCGGCTACCCTTCGGTCCGGCCTTCTACCCTCCGGCTACCCTCCGGTCCGGTCCGGCCTTCCCTCTACCACTTCGTTCCCTACGGCTCCGGCTTCCCTACGGTCCGGTCCGGGTAGACCACTTCGTTCCCTACGGCTCCGGCTCCGGTCCGGCTCCTCTACCACTTCGTTCCCTCCGGTCCGGCTCTCCCTCCTACCCTACGGCTTCGGTAAGGTCCGGCTATGTTTTCTCCACCCCTACCCTAAGGCTCTCTCTATGTTTTCCTCTCTAGCTCTGCTACCCTTCGGCTCCTTCTCTCCGGTCCGGCTTAAAACTAAGTTTAGCTAGACCCCTTCGGTCTAAACTTAGTTTTAAGCCGGACCGGAGAGAAGGAGCCGAAGGGTAGCAGAGCTAGAGAGGAAAACATAGGAGAGGCCTCCTTCGGGTTCGATGGCTACCCCGGCCCTTCCCTCTTACACTTCGTTCCCTACGGCTCCGGGGCGGAGCAACCGGCGGGTGCTCCGCCCCGCCCGGCTACCCTCCGGTACGGCTCTCCCCTCCCTACTACCCTACGGCTCCGGCTCTTACACTTCGTTCCCTACGGCTTCGGCTTCGGTTCGGTCCGGCTTGGTTTTCCTATTACGCTTCGCTCCCTCCGCCTTAAAACTAAGTATAGTCAGACTATACTTAGTTTTAAGGCGGAGGGAGCGAAGCGTAATAGGAAAACCAAGGAAGAGCCCAAGGGTTCGATGGCCACCCCGGCCATCGAGGGGAAGAGCCCCTTCTTCCTATGTTTTTCCCATTATAATTAATTATAACTAAGTTATAATTAATTATAATGGGAAAAACATAGGAGAGGCCAGAAGCAGGGGCTATATGGCCGCCACTTGTTTTTTCTCGGGGGCCCCTAGCCCCAAGTTGGGGCTAGGGGCCCCCAACCATTAAAACTAAGTATAGACCGAAGGGGTCTAGCTATACTTAGTTTTAATGGTTGGGGGCCCCTAGCCCCAACTTGGGGCTAGGGGCCAAAAAACAAGGAAAGAAGGAGGCCCTTCCTTGGTTTTTACCATTAAAATGAACTATAACTTAGTTATAGTTCATTTTAATGGTAAAAACCAAGGAAGGGCTCGATGGCCGCCCCTTCTGCGGCCATCGAGGGGGTGGCCATCGAACCCCGAAGAACCCCGGTCGCTTCCAACTTTACCTTTACTTCCTTCCTTAGAGTAAGGAAGTAAAGGTAAAGTTGGAAGAGAGGGGAGTGCTTCGATGCAGAAGCCAGCAGAAGGGCTCTTCTGCATAAGAACCCACCATGTTCCCATTGCATATTTGAGCCTATCAGGTGCACTTTTGCAAACAAGCAAGTGGGCCCCTTAATACATTTAATAGTTTATTTATATAACGGTTTTATATTTAAAAATAAACTATTAAATGTATTAAGGGCTTCTCTTCCTACTTTACCTTTTCCTTCTCAGCGCTTCTGCTTTGCTACTTCCCCCTTTTGCTCGATTTTCTCTCCCTCCCTACCCTACGGTCCCTTCTTCCCTCCGGCTACAGCTACGGCTCCGGTTGTTCCCTCTGGCTTTAAAAAGTAGCAGCCCCCTACGGGGGGCTTTTGCTACTTCTGCCCCTTCGATGGTCCTTTTAAAAGAAGCAGCCCTACTTTCCTTCTTTACCATTCCCCTTCTTAAGAAGGGGAAAGGTAAAAAGGTTCAGCTTTTAACTTGCTTCCTTCTTTACCATTACCCTTCTTATAAGGAAGAAGGGGCTCTTCCTTGGTTTTTCCCATTAAAATGAACTATAACTAATTTATAGTTCATTTTAATGGGAAAAACCAAGGGTGGCCACCCCTATATGGCCTCCTTCTTTCCTTGTTTTTTGGCCCCTAGCCCCAAGTTGGGGCTAGGGGCCCCCAACCATTAAAACTAAGTATAGCTAGACCCCTTCGGTCTATACTTAGTTTTAATGGTTGGGGGCCCCTAGCCCCAACTTGGGGCTAGGGGCCCCCGAGAAAAAACAAGTGGCGGCCATATAGCCCCGGCCCTTCTTCCCTCCGGCTATGTTTTTCCCATTATAATTAACTATAACTTTGTTATAGTTAATTATAATGGGAAAAACATAGGAAGAGGGGAGAGGCCGCCCTGTCCTTGTTTTTCTCCCCTCTTACGCTTCGCTCCCTACGGCTCCGGCTTAAAACTAAGTATAGACCGAAGGGGTCTAGCTATACTTAGTTTTAAACCGGAGGGGCGGAGAAAAACAAGGAAAGAAGGAGGGCGGGGGCCCCAGCCCATACTATGGGCTGGGGCCCCCGAGCCCTTCCTTCTTCCCTCCGGCCTTCTACCCTCCGGCTTCCCTTCGGTCCGGTCCGGCTATGTTTTCTCCACCCCTCCGGTTTAAAACTAAGTATAGCTAGACCCCTTCGGTCTATACTTAGGTTTAAGCCGGAGGGACCGAAGGGTAGCAGAGCTAGAGAGGAAAACATAGGAAGAGGGGGGAAAGGTAAAGAAGGAAAAGGCTTTGTACAGCTTTAAACTTGCAGGTTTTACAAACTGCAACTATGCAGGTTAAAAGGTTCAGCTTTGTACTTGCAGGTTTAAACGTTCAGCTTTTAACTATATGGTTAAAAGGTTTAGCTTTTAACTTGCAGGTTTAAAGGTTCAGCTTTTAACTTGCAGGGTTTCTTATTCATTATAGGCCGTTTATGGAAAAGCAAAGGGCTTCCAAAGAAGGTGGCCTTCCCCTTTACTTTTCCATATACTTCTATAAAGAAGAAAACTTGCAGGTTTTAACTTGCAGGTTTAAACTTATAAATATGGTGTCCGAAGGAAGAAGGGCTTTAAACTTGCCTTTCTAGAAGCAAATTCGAATAAAGGCAAACCTTTTACTACGCAGAAGCTTCCTTTTGCTTTAATAAAGGCAAGTTTGGGGCACCGGAGCCGTAGCCGTTGGGCTCTTCCTTCGATGGCTCGGGGGGCCCCAGCCCATACTTGGGGCTGGGGCCCCCCGAGCCCCAGCCCCAAGTATGGGCTGGGGCTCGGGGGCCCCAGCCCCAAGTATGGGCTGGGGCTCGGGGGCCCCAGCCCCAAGTATGGGCTGGGGCCCCCCCCGACCACCCCCTCGTTGGCCGGGGGCGGCCAACGAGCCCCTACCCTACGGCTCTCTCTTAGGTAAGTTTTCCTCTACCCCTCCGGTCCGGCTTAAACCTAAGTTTAGCTCTACCCCTTCGGTCTAAACTTAGTTTTAAGCCGGACCGGACCGAAGGGTAGCCGGAGCCGTAGCCGTAGCCGTACCGGAGGGTAGCCGGAGGGTAGAAGGGAGGGAGGAAGGGAGCCGAAGGGTAGCAGAGCGTAAGAGTAAAACATAGCCGGACCGAACCGAACCGGACCGGACCGGAGGGGAAGCCGGAGCCGTAGGGAACGAAGTGTAAGAGGGAAGGCCGGAGCCGTACCGAAGGGGAGAGGCCGCCGTAGGGGAAAGGGTAGCAGAGCGTAAGAGGGAAGGCCGGAGCCGGAGGGACCGGAGGGAAAGAGGGAAGGCCGGAGGGTAGAAGGCCGGACCGGACCGAACCGGACCGGACCGGAGGGAACGAAGTGGTAGAGGAGCCGGAGCCGTAGGGACTCGGGGGGGCCCCAGCCCATACTATGGGCTGGGGCCCCCGAGCCCCAGCCCATAGTATGGGCTGGGGCTCGGGGGCCCCAGCCCATAGTATGGGCTGGGGCCCCCCCCGACCGGAGGGAAAGAGGGAAGGCCGGAGGGTAGAAGGCCGGAGGGTAGAAGGCCGGAGCCGTAGCCGTAGCCGTACCGGAGCCGAAGCCGGAGGGAACGAAGTGGTAGAGGGGAGGGAGCCGAAGGGTAGCAGAAAGAGAGAGGGGAGGGAGGAAGGAAGGAAGGGCTGCTTCGCAGAAGGGGCGGCCATCGAGGGGGTGGCCATCAAAGGAGAGGCCGCCCCTAACCTACGGCTCTCTCTTAGGTAAGTTTTCCTCTACCCCTCCGGTCCGGCTTAAACCTAAGTTTAGCTCTACCCCTTCGGTCTAAACTTAGTTTTAAGCCGGACCGGAGGGTAGCCGGAGCCGTAGGGAACGAAGTGGTAGAGGGAACCGGAGCCGTAGGGTAGGAGGGAGGCCGAAGGGTAGCAGAAAGAGAGAGGAAAACATAGCCGGACCGAACCGAACCGGACCGAAGCCGAAGCCGTAGCCGTAGGAGAGGACCGTAGGGTAGGGAGGGAGAGCCGGAGCCGTAGGGAACGAAGTGGTAGAGGGAACCGGAGGGTAGGAGACGAAGTGGTAGAGGGAGCCGGAGGGAAGCCGGAGGGTATAAGGAAGGAAGGGGTCGGGGGCCCCAGCCCCAAGGCTGGGGCTCTTCCTTGGTTTTTCCCCTTAAAACTAAGTATAGACCGAAGGGGTCTAGCTATACTTAGTTTTAAGGGGAAAAACCAAGGACGGGCTTGGGGGCCCCTGCCCCAAGTTGGGGCTAGGGGCCCCCGACCCCCAGCCCCAAGTATGGGCTGGGGGCCCCCCCGACCGCAGAAGGGGCGGCCATCGAGCCTGCTTCTACGAGGGGAGAGGACCGTAGTCGGAGGGGCGGTAGGAGGGCAGAGCAGCCCCTCAGAACTGCTGCAAGTTAAAAGCTGAACCTTTAAACCTGCAAGTTTAAACATATTTATAAGTTTAAACATATTTATAAGTTTAAACCTGCAAGTACAAAGCTGAACCTTTAAGCTTTTAACTTGCAGGTTTTCTTATTCATTATAGGCCCTTTATGGAAAAGCAAAGGGCTACCTTCCCGACCCTACGGCTCTCTCTTAGGTAAGTTTTTCCCATTATAAATGAGTTTAGTCAGACTTACTTACTTATAATGAGACCGGGTTGTGCTCCCCTCGTAGAAGCAGCCTCCAAGCACCGGCGGGTTCGATGGCTACCCCCTGGCCATCGAAGGGGCGGTCGGGGGGGCCCCCAGCCCATACTTGGGGCTGGGGGTCGGGGGCCCCTAGCCCCAACTTGGGGCAGGGGCCCCCAAGCCCGTCCTTGGTTTTTCCCCTTAAAACTAAGTATAGCTAGACCCCTTCGGTCTATACTTAGTTTTAAGGGGAAAAACCAAGGAAGAGCCCCAGCCTTGGGGCTGGGGCCCCCGAGCCCTTCCCTCTACCACTTCGTTCCCTACGGCTCCGGCTCTCCCCTCCCCTACGGTCCCTTCTCTCCTACCCTTCGGTCCGGCTCCGGCTCTACCACTTCGTTCCCTACGGCTCCGGCTCCGGTCCGGTCCGGCTCTCCCCTACCCTACGGTCCCTTCCTTCCCTCCGGTCCGGCTCTTACGCTTTGCTACCCTTCGGCCTCTTACGCTCTGCTACCCTTCGGCCTCTTACGCTCTGCTACCCTTCGGCCTCTTACGCTCTGCTACCCTTCGGTCCCTCCGGTCCGGTCCGGTACGGCTACGGCTTCGGTTCGGTCCGGCTTGGTTTTCTCCCTCCTTCCCTACGGCTCCGGCTCCGGCTTAAAACTAAGTATAGTCTGACTATACTTAGTTTTAAGCCGGAGCCGGAGCCGTAGGGAAGGAGGGAGAAAACCAAGCCGGACCGAACCGAAGGGTAGGAGAGCCGGAGGGTAGAAGGAAGGGCTCGGGGGCCCCAGCCCCAAGGCTGGGGCTCTTCCTTGGTTTTTCCCCTTAAAACTAAGTATAGACCGAAGGGGTCTAGCTATACTTAGTTTTAAGGGGAAAAACCAAGGACGGGCTTGGGGGCCCCTGCCCCAAGTTGGGGCTAGGGGCCCCCGACCCCCAGCCCCAAGTATGGGCTGGGGCCCCCCCGACCGCCCTGTCCTTGTTTTTCTCCGCCCCTCCGGTTTAAAACTAAGTTTAGACCGAAGGGGTCTAGCTAAACTTAGTTTTAAACCGGAGGGGCGGAGAAAAACAAGGAAAGAAGGAGGCCGGGGGCTATATGGCCGCCCCTTCTGCGGCCATCGAGGGGGTGGCCATCGAAGGAAGAGCCCCTTCGATGGCCAGGGGGTGGCCATCGAACCCCGAAGAACCCCGGTCTTATAAGTAAGTAAGTAAGTAAGTAAGTAAGTAAGTAAGTAAGTAAGTAAGTAAGTAAGTAAGTAAGTAAGTAAGTCTGACTAAACTTATTTATAAACCGGAGGGGCTCGATGGCCTCCCGTCTTCCTATGTTTTCTCCCTACCCTACGGTCCCTTCCTTCTTCCCTCCGGCTACCCTCCGGTCCGGCTACGGCTCCGGCTTAAACCTAAGTTTAGACCGAAGGGGTCTAGCTAAACTTAGTTTTAAACCGGAGGGGCTCGATGGCCGCTCGCCCCTCGATGGCCGGGGTGGTCGGGGGCCCCAGCCTTGGGGCCCCCGAGCCATCGAACCCGAAGGAGGCCTCTCCTATGTTTTCTCCACCCCTTCGGTTTAAAACTAAGTTTAGCTAGACCCCTTCGGTCTATACTTAGTTTTAAGCTGGACCGGACCGGAGGGTAGCCGGAGGGTAGAAGGGAGCCGGAGGGGTAGAGGAAAACATAGAGAGAGCCGTAGGGTAGGGGTGGAGAAAACATAGCCGGACCGAAGGGTAGCCGGAGCCGTAGCCGTACCGGAGGGACCGAAGGGTAGCTCTGTCGGCCGAAGGGTAGCAGAGCGTAAGAGCCGGAGCCGTACCGGACCGGAGCCGTAGGGAACGAAGTGGTAGAGGGGAGAGGAGCCGAAGGGTAGCAGAGCGTAAGAGCCGGAGCCGGACCGGACCGAACCGGACCGGACCGGACCGGAGGGTAGCCGGAGGGTAGAAGGCCGGACCGAAGGGTAGGAGAGAAGGCCGGAGCCGTAGGGAAGGAGGAAGGCCGGAGGGTCGAAGGCCGGACCGGAGCCGGAGCCGTAGGGAACGAAGTGGTCTACCCGGACCGGACCGTAGGGAAGCCGGAGCCGTAGGGAACGAAGTGGTAGAGGGAAGGCCGGACCGGAGGGTAGCCGGAGGGTAGAAGGAAGGGAGGGGAGAGCCGGAGGTAAGAAGGAAGGAACCGAAGGGTAGGAGCCGTAGGGTAGGGGAGGGAAGGAAGGGCCCCTCGTTGAAGCAGGCTCGATGGCCGCCCTTCTTCCGGCCATATAGGAGGTGGCCTTTGAACCCGGGGTGGCCACCCCCTGGCCATCGAAGGGGATCGATGGCCGCCCTGTCCTTGTTTTTCTCCACCCCTCCGATTTATAAATAAGTTTAGACCGAAGGGGTCTAGCTAAACTTAGTTTTAAACCGGAGGGGCTATATGGCCGCTCGGGGGCCCCTAGCCCCAAGTTGGGGCTGGGGGCCCCCCTTCTGCGGCCATATAGGGGGCGGAGAAAAACAAGGAAAGAAGGAGGCCTCTCCTATGTTTTTCCCATTAAAATGAACTATAACTAAGTTATAGTTCATTTTAATGGGAAAAACATAGGAAGGGTTCGATGGCCCCTATATGGCCGCAGAAGGGGGGGCCCCCAGCCCCAACTTGGGGCTAGGGGCCCCCGAGCGGCCATATAGCCCCTGCTTCTGGGTTCGATGGCCACCCCGGCAAGCGAGGGGCCATCGAAGGGGCTCGATGGCCGCCCGCCCCTATATGGCCGGGGTGGCCATCGAACCCGAAGGAGGCCCTTCCTTCTCTCCCCTCCTACCCTCCGGCTCTACCACTTCGTCCTCTCTAGCTTCGCTCCCTCCGGTACGGCTACGGCTTCGGTCCGGCTCCCTCTACCACTTCGTCTCCTCTACCCTACGGTCCCTTCTACCCTCCGGCTCCGGTCCGGTCCGGTTCCCTCTACCACTTCGTTCCCTACGGCTCCGGCTCTCCACTACGGTCCCTTCCTTCTACCCTACGGCTTCCCTCCGGTCCGGCTCCGGTCCGGTTCGATTAGGTCCGGCTATGTTTTCTCCACCCCCTATATGGCCGGGGGCGGCCATCGAGCCCCTACGGTTTAAAACTAAGTAGAGCTAGACCCCTTCGGTCTATACTTAGGTTTAAGCCGGAGGGTAGGAGGGAAAAAACATAGAGAGAGCCGTAGGGTAGGGGTGGCCATCGAACCCGAAGGAGGCCTGGGACGCAGGACAGAAGGGCGAAGGGGTTCTTCTAGAAGGAGTTCGAAGCTGGTCCCAAGAACTGGTGCTACAAAGGGCTTCCTGCGGCAGAAGAACCAGCAGAATAACCTCTTTCAGTCTCCTTTAAAGCAGGGGTTCTTATCTTATCTTATCTTATTAAGAGTAGGCCGCCCCTCTCCTTTCGCAGAAGAAGAGGGGGCCCACTCTTAACTTAATAAGAGTTATAGAAAGTAAAGCCTACGTTAAAGAAGAAGCCCTTCTTATATATTTTATTTAATTTTATTAAGAGTTATAGCCCTAATCCCTAATAAGAGTGGGTTCTTATCTTATTAAGAGTAGGCCTTAAACATCCCTTTTAAAAGGGGGTTCTTTAAGGAGAGTTCTATAAAGCCCTAATAAGAGGGGGTTCTTTAAGCAGAGTTCTAGAAAGTAAAGCCTACGAAGAAGGCGGGGACTTTTACTTACTTAAGTCCAGTCTACTTTCCCTGCGGCCGGTCCAGTACCCTTCGGTCCCTCTTCTCCCTCCCTCCCTCCCTCCTTTAAGCCTATCCCCTACGGCAGCCTCCTCCCTATGGCTCCTCTACCCTACGGCCTCCGCCCCTCCGGCTACGGCCTCAGCCCCTCCGGCTACGGCCTCTGCCCCTCCTTTAAGCTACGGCTCCTACCCTCCGGTTCCTTCCTCCTTCCCTCCGGCTCCGGCTCTCCCCTCTTTCCCTCCTTCCCTACGGCTCCGGTCCGGTCCGGCTCTACCCTACGGCCCTCTTACCCTTCGGTCCCTACGGCTCTTATCCTTCGGTCCCTACGGCTCCGGTTCCTTCCTTCTACCCTCCGGCTCTCCCCTCCCTCCTTCCCTACGGCTCCGGCTCTCTCTTTCTGCTACCCTTCGGCTCCTACCCTCCGGTACGGCTACGGCTCCGGTCCGGCTCTCCCCTCCCTTCCTTCTACCCTCCGGCTACCCTCCGGTCCTGCTCTCCCTTCCCTCTACCACTTCGTTCCCTACGGCTCCGGCCTTCTACCCTCCGGCTCTCCTTCCCTCCGGTTCGGTCCGGTCCGGCTCTTACGCTCTGCTACCCTTCGGCCTCTTACGCTCTGCTACCCTTCGGCCTCTTACGCTCTGCTACCCTTCGGCCGACAGAGCTACCCTTCGGTCCCTCCGGTCCGGGACGGCTACGGCTCCGGTCCGGCTCTCCCTTCCTCCCCTCCTACCCTCCGGCTCTTACCCTTCGGTCCCTACGGCTACGGCTCCGGCTCCGGCTCCGGCTCTCCCTTCCCTCTACCACTTCGTTCCCTACGGCTCCGGCTACCCTCCGGTTCGGTCCGGTCCGGCTCTCCCTTCCCCTCTCTAGCTTCGCTCCCTCCGGCTCTCTCTTTCTGCTACCCTTCGGCTCCTACCCTCCGGTACGGCTACGGCTCCGGCCTTCTATCCTCCGGCCTTCTACCCTCCGGCTACCCTCCGGTTCGGTCCGGTTCGGTCCGGTCCGGCTCCCTCTACCACTTCGTCTACCCTACGGCTCCCCTCTTTCCCTCCGGTCCCTACGGCTCCGGTTCCTTCTTCCCTCCGGCCTTCTACCCTCCGGCCTTCCCTCTACCACTTCGTTCCCTCCGGCTCCGGCTACCCTCCGGTCCGGCTCCGGTCCGGTTCCCTCTACCACTTCGTTCCCTCCGGCTCCGGCTCCCTCTACCACTTCGTCCCTCTACCACTTCGTTCCCTTCCCTCTTTCCCTCCGGTCCCTACGGCTCCGGCTACCCTCCGGTCCGGTCCGGTTCCCTCTTTCCCTCCGGTCCCTACGTCTCCGGCTACCCTCGGTTCGGTCCGGCTATACCCTACGGCTCCCCTCCCTTCCTTCTTCCCTACGGCTTCCCTCCGGTCCGGCTCTCCTTCCCTCCGGTCCGGTCCGGCTCTTACGCTCTGCTACCCTTCGGCTCCCCTCCTCTCCTTCCCTCCGGTCCGGCTCTCTCTTTTCGCCTCCCTCCCTCCTACCCTACGGCTCCGGCTCCGGTACGGCTCCGGCTCCGGTACGGCTACGGCTACGGTTTCCCTACGGTCCTCTCCTCTTACACTTCGTTCCCTACGGCTCCGGCTACCCTCCGGTCCGGCTCCGGTCCGGTCCGGCTACGGCTCCGGCTTAAAACTAAGTCCAGCCTCTACCCCTCCGGGCTCGTAGGCCGCCCTTCTGCGGCCTACGAGGCAGAAGGCGAGTTTCCCTCTTACGCTTCGCTCCCTCCGGCTCTACCACTTCGTTCCCTCCGGCTCCGGCTTATAAATAAGTTTAGCTAGACCCCTTCGGTCTAAACTTATTTATAAGCCGGAGCCGGAGGGAACGAAGTGGTAGAGCCGGAGGGAGCGAAGCGTAAGAGGGAAAAGAAAGGGTCCAGGCTCCGGCTTCGGCTTGACCCCTTCGGTCTAAACTTAGTTTTAAGCCGGACCGGAGGGAAGGAGCCGAAGGGTAGCAGAGCTAGAGAGGAAAACATAGGAAGAGGGTCCATCGAGCCCCTTCGATGGCCAGCAGAAGGGGTGGCCATCGAATCCCCCAAGTCGGTCTTATAAGTAAGTAAGTAAGAAAGCGTATTTTACAGGCCTAGGCGGCAGGCCCACTTAATAAAAAAAAAGCCCTTCTTAAAGGAAGGTTTAACATCCCTTTTCTAATCTCGGGATGTCGAATCGGCTCTTATAAGTAAGTAAGTAAGTGCCTTTAAAAGGTATGAAGGTGATCCTTAATAAGTAAACCTAAAAAATAAAAAAAAAATAGGTGTTCTTTTTCTGTCCCTAATAGGGTGGGTTCGATGGCCACCCCGGCCCTTCTTCCCTCCGGCTATGTTTTTCCCCTTATAATTAACTATAACTTTGTTATAGTTAATTATAAGGGGAAAAACATAGGAAGAGGGGAACACCCTTATTAACGGCAAACTTATTAGGTTATAGTTAATTCTAATGGGTGTTCCCCTCGTAGAAGCAGCCGGGGGTTCGATGGCCACCCCCTGGCCATCGAAGGGGCGGTCGGGGGGGCCCCCAGCCCATACTTGGGGCTGGGGGCCCGTCCTTGGTTTTTCCCCTTAAAACTAAGTATAGTCAGACTATACTTAGTTTTAAGGGGAAAAACCAAGGAAGAGCCCCAGCCTTGGGGCTGGGGCCCCCGAGCCCTTCCTTCTTCCCTCCTGCTCTCCCTTCTACCCTCCGGACTTCTACCCTCCGGCCTTCTACCCTCCGGCTACCCTCCGGTCCGGCTTAAAACTAAGTATAGCTAGACCCCTTCGGTCTATACTTAGTTTTAAGCCGGACCGGAGGGTAGCCGGAGGGTAGAAGGGAGCCGGAGGGGTAGAGGAAAGGAAGAGCCCCTGTTCTTTTTTTTCTTTTTCTTTTTTCTTTTGAAGAGCAACATAACTGTTATAATGTTTAATGAATTGGTCTTTGTCCACCGTATAAACACCTGGTTTTATATAAGTAATTTCTAAATTTTTCATTTTTAGTCGGCACCAGCCTACTGCCTTTTTTAGATCAAGTAAAGCTGCTTCTACCGATTCGTATAATCCTACCAAAAATAAAGCTAATTCAAGACGAATATCATTTTTCATAATTTAAAGATGGTCCGCTCTTCTGCTAACGGGTATATTGTCTACAAGAACACTTAATAATAGCTGTTCTTGTCTCCTTGCAAAGCTTTAATTTTTGTTTGTTTGTGTAACAATATAAAGGTATTATATACCTTTATAAAGAAAGGCTTTATAGAGAAGAACCTTTCTTTCTGTGCTTTCTTTATAAGGTAATAAATTTCTTTATTTTTTTCAACATGCATAATCTTTAAAGACATGCTCTTTCGTAAGCTATAAAGAGCAGGACTCTTAAGTAAGAGCAAAAGAAAGAGTGATGTTTTTGATTATAGTTGAATAGGCTTTCCTTTCCTAATAGGTTTATCCTAATCGGTTTGGAACACCCTTCCCTAATAGGGACATAATTAACTATAACTTATTAAGTTATAGTTAATTATAACGGGTGCTGCCTTCCCCTCTTCCTATGTTTTCTCCCTCCCCTCTTACGCTTCGCTCCCTACGGCTCCGGCTCCGGCTTAAACCTAAGTTTAGCTAGACCCCTTCGGTCTAAACTTAGTTTTAAGCCGGAGCCGGAGCCGTAGGGAGCGAAGCGTAAGAGGGGAGGGAGAAAACATAGCCGGACCGGAGGGTAGGAGAGAAGGGCTCGGGGGCCCCAGCCCATAGTAGGGGCTGTGGCTCTTCCTTGGTTTTTCCCCTTAAAACTAAGTATAGTCTGACTATACTTAGTTTTAAGGGGAAAAACCAAGGACGGGCCCCCAGCCCCAAGTATGGGCTGGGGGCCCCCCCCGACCGCAGAAGGGCGGCCTACGAGACTGAAAGGTCCAGAGCACCGCTCCTTCTCTGTGTAGGTTTTCCCATTATAATTAACTATAACTTAATAAGTTATACTTAATTATAATGGGAAAACCCTACAGAGAGAAGGAGCGTAATAAGGGAAAAACCTATTAGGGAAAGAATTAACTATAACTTAATAAGTTATAGTTAATTTTTTCCCTAATAGGTTTTTCCCATTCCCTCTCTGTAGGTTTGTTTTTCCCATTATAAACGAAATAAGTCCAGCTCTCTCCCTCCTACCCTACGGCTCCGGCTCCGGCTTACGCTCCGCTTCCATAGCACCGGGGTTCTTCGGGCTCTTCCTTGGAAATTCCCATTTAAATGAACTATAGCAAAGTTATAGTTCATTTAAATGGGAATTTCCAAGGAAGAGCCCGAAGAACCCCGCAGAAAAGGGAAAGAGCTGGACTTATTTATAATGGTAACCTTTCCCATTATAATTAACTATAACTTAGTTATAGTTAATTATAATGGGGGCCCTTCCCCTCTTCCTATGTTTTCCTCTCTAGCTCTGCTACCCTTCGGTCCCTCCGGCTTAAAACTAAGTTAAGACCGAAGGGGTCTAGCTAAACTTAGTTTTAAGCCGGAGGGACCGAAGGGTAGCAGAGCTAGAGAGGAAAACATAGCCGGACCGGACCGGAGGGTAGGAGAGCCGGAGCCGTAGGAGAGGAGGAAGGAAGGGCCCCTCGTTGGCCGGGGAGGCCTTCGAACCCGGGGGTGGCCACCCCCTCGATGGCCGCCCCTTCTGCGGTCGGGGGGCCCCCAGCCCATACTTGGGGCTGGGGGCCCGTCCTTGGTTTTTCCCCTTAAAACTAAGTATAGTCTGACTATACTTAGTTTTAAGGGGAAAAACCAAGGACGGGCCCCCAGCCCCAAGTATGGGCTGGGGGCCCCCAACCCCCGAGCCCTTCCTTCTAACCTCCGGCTCTCCTACCCTCCGGTCCGGCTATGTTTTTCCCATTAAAATGAACTATAACTTTGTTATAGTTCATTTTATGGGAAAAACATAGGAAGAGCCCCAAGAACTGCTATTCCTGTTTCCCCCTACGGTCCGGTTTCATATTTATTTAAAGGAGTCATATTCAAATAGAACTCCTTTAAATAGGAAAAACCTACAGAGAGTAGGGCTTTTCTTCTGCTACATAGTCCCCTTCACCCTTAAAGACTCCATAAGAGCCTTTAAGGGTGAAGGGGACTATGTAGCAGAAGAAAAGCACTTCTCCTGTCCAGTTCTTGCACCGTAGGGAGGTTCTTCTGCAAGAACCGCTCCCTCTACCACTTCGTTCCGACCAGTTCTTGCACCGTAGGGAACCGGCCTATGTTCGGTTTACCATTATAAAAGAACCTCTCTAGCTTCGCCTCCCTCCTACCCTACGGCTCCGGCTCTTCTACCCTACGGTCCCTTCCTTCTACCCTCCGGCTCTCCCTTCCCTCTTTCCCTCCGGTCGGGGGCCCCAGCCCATACTATGGGCTGGGGCCCCCGACCGGAGGGAAAGAGGGAAGGGAGAGCCGGACCGGACCGAACCGGAGGGTAGGAGAGCCGGAGGGTAGAAGGCCGGACCGGACCGGAGCCGAAGGGTAGGAGGGAGAGCCGGACCGGAGGGAAGGAGAGAAGGAAGGAAGGGCCGCCCTTCTGCGGCCTACGAGGGGAAGGGAAAGAAACACCCGACAGATGGGTTCGATGGCCACCCCCGGGCTGCTTCGGAAGAAGGGCGGCCATCGAGACCCGGCCCTTCCTTCCTTCTCTCCTTCCCTCCGGTCCGGCTCTCCCTCCTACCCTTCGGCTCCGGTCCGGTCCGGCTCTCCCTCCTACCCTTCGGCTCCGGTCCGGTCCGGCTCTCCTACCCTCCGGTTCGGTCCGGCTATGTTTTTCCCATTATAATTAACTATAACTTTGTTATAGTTAATTATAAGCCGGAGCCGTAGCCGGAGGGTAGAAGGGACCGTAGGGTAGGGAGAAAACATAGAGAGAGCCGTAGGGTAGGGAAACCCTCCTATACCTTTTTTACTTAATTTTTATAGGGGTTTGGAATAAATTTCTTAAAACTAAACACCCGACAGATGGAAACCCTCCTATACCTTTTTTACTTACTTTTTATAGGGGTTTGGAATACATTTCTTAACACTAAAAACCGACAGATGGAAATTCTCCTCTACCTTTTTTACTTACTTTTTATAGGGGTTTGGAATACATTTCTTAAAACTAAAAACCGACAGATGGGTTCGATGGCCCCTCTTCCTTGGGCTCGTAGGCCGCCCTTCTGCGGTCGGGGGGGCCCCCAGCCTTGGGGCTGGGGGCCCCCCCGACCTACGAGGGGAAAGATCCTTTTAAATGAACTATAACTTTGTTATAGTTCATTTAAAAGGATCTTTCCAAGCCGGACCGCACCTAACCGGAGGGTAGCCGGAGCCGTAGGGACTCGGGGGCTCGGGGGCCCCCAGCCCCAAGTTGGGGCAGGGGCCCCCAACCCCAGCCCATAGTATGGGCTGGGGTTGGGGGCCCCTGCCCCAACTTGGGGCTGGGGGCCCCCGAGCCCCCGACCGGAGGGAAAGAGGGAAGGCCGGACCGTACCGAACCGGAGGGTAGCCGGAGCCGTAGGGACCGGAGGGAAAGAGGGAACCGGACCGGAGGGAAGGAGACGAAGTGGTAGAGGGAGCCGGAGCCGTAGGGACCGGAGGGGTAGAGGGAAGGAAGGGCTCTTCCTTGGTTTTCCTCTACCCCTCCGGCTCCCTTCTACCCTCCGGCTACCCTCCGGTCCGGCTTAAAACTAAGTATAGACCGAAGGGGTCTAGCTATACTTAGTTTTAAGCCGGACCGGACCGGAGGGTAGCCGGAGGGTAGAAGGGAGCCGGAGGGGTAGAGGAAAACCAAGGACGGGCCCCAGCCCCAAGGCTGGGGCTCGGGGGCCCCCAGCCCATAGTATGGGCTGGGGCCCCCCCCCGACCGCAGAAGGGGCGGCCATCGAGGGGGTGGCCATCGAACCCGAAGGAGGCCTCTCCCCTCTTCCTATGTTTTCTCCCTCCTACCCTCCGGTCGGGGGTAGGAGGGAGAAAACATAGCCGGACCGGAGGGAAGGAGAGCCGGAGCCGTAGCCGTACCGGAGCCGTAGCCGTAGGGAACGAAGTGGTAGAGGGGAGGGAGAGGAGGGAAGAAGGAAGGGCCCCTCGTTGAAGCAGCCGGGGCTCGATGGCCGCCCCGGCCATCGAGGGGGTGGCCTTCGAACCCGGGGCTCGATGGCCGCCCGCCGAAGGAGGCCATCGAGGGGCCATCGAACCTATGTTTTCTCCACCCCCTCGATGGCCGGAAGAAGGGCGGCCTTATAGCCCCTTCGGTTTAAAACTAAGTTTAGACCGAAGGGGTCTAGCTAAACTTAGTTTTAAACCGAAGGGGCTATAAGGCCGCCCTTCTTCCGGCCATCGAGGGGGTGGAGAAAACATAGGAAGAGGGGGCTCGATGGACCCTCGATGGCCGGGGTGGCCATCGAACCCGCCCGCCCCTCTCTCTATGTTTTCCTCCCTCCTCTCCCTCCCCTCTACCACTTCGTTCCCTACGGCTACGGCTCCGGTACGGCTCCGGCTCTTTCCCTCCGGTCCCTACGGCTCCTGCTTATAATTAACTATAACAAAGTTATAGTTAATTATAATTGGAAAAACATAGGAGAGGCCTGCTTGGGCTCGATGGCCACCCGCCCCTCTACCTATGTTTTTCCCATTATAATTAACTATAACAAAGTTATAGTTAATTATAATGGGAAAAACATAGGTAGAGGGGCGGGTGGCCATCGAGCCCAAGCAGGCCGCAGAAGGGGTTGCCATCGAACCCGAAGGAGGCCGGGGTAAGAACCCTTGGTTTTTCCCATTATAATTAATTATATTTAAATATAATTAATTATAATGGGAAAAACCAAGGGTTCGTAGGCCACCCCGGCCTACGAGGGTAAAGAAGGAGGCCATCGAGGGGGGGTGGCCTACGAACCCTTTCCCCTCTACCACTTCGTTCCGCCCCTCCGGCTACGGCCTCCCTTCTACCCTCCGGCTCCTCTACCACTTCGTTCCCTCCGGTCCGGCTCTTACCCTTCGGTCCCTACGGCTCCGGTTCTCTCCCCTCCTCTACGGCTCCCCTCTTACCCTTCGGTCCCTACGGCTCCGGTTCCTTCTACCCTCCGGCCTTCTACCCTCCGGCTTCCCTCCGGTCCGATCCGGCTCCAGCTCTTACGCTCTGCTACCCTTCGGTCGGGGGCTCGGGGGCCCCCAGCCCCAAGTATGGGCAGGGGCCCCCCAGCCCATACTATGGGCTGGGGGGCCCCTGCCCATACTTGGGGCTGGGGGCCCCCGAGCCCCCGAGCCCCAGCCCATACTATGGGCTGGGGGGCCCCTGCCCATACTTGGGGCTGGGGGCCCCCGAGCCCCCGAGTCCCTACGGCTACGGCTCCGGTCCGGCTACGGCTCCGGCCTCTAACGCTTCGCTCCGCCCCTACGGCCTTGGTGAGGTTATAATTTTAGACCGAAGGGGTCTAGCTAAACTTATTTATAAACCGAAGGGGCTCTTCCTATGTTTTTCCCATAAAATGAACTATAACAAAGTTATAGTTCATTTTAATGGGAAAAACATAGCCGGACCGTACCGGAGCCGTAGGGAACGAAGTGGTAGAGGGGAGAGCCGGAGGGTAGAAGGAAGGGCTCTTCCTTTCTCCCCTCTTTCCCTCCGGTCCCTACGGCTCCGGCTTTAAACTAAGTATAGACCGAAGGGGTCTAGCTATACTTAGTTTTAAGCCGGAGCCGTAGGGAAGGAGGGAAAGAGGGGAGAAAACCAAGGACGGGCCCCAGCCCCAAGGCTGGGGCCCCCGACCGCCCTTCTTCCCCTCGTAGGCCGCAGAAGGGCGGCCTACGAGACTGAAAGGTCCAGAGCAGGCCTCTCCTATGTTTTCTCCACCCCCGGCCTCCTTCTTTCCTTGTTTTTCTCCGCCCCTCCGGTTTAAAACTAAGTATAGCTAGACCCCTTCGGTCTATACTTAGGTTTTAGCCGGAGCCGGAGGGAAGAAGGGACCGTAGGGTAGCCGAAGGGTAGCAGAAAGAGAGAGGAAAAACAAGGACAGGGTCGGGGGGCCCCAGCCCATACTATGGGCAGGGGCCCCCCAGCCTTGGGGCTGGGGGGCCCCTGCCCATACTATGGGCTGGGGGCCCCCGAGCCCCCGAGCGGGTTCGATGGCCACCCCGGCCATATAGGGGCCATATAGCCCCTCCGGTTTAAAACTAAGTTTAGCTCTACCCCTTCGGTCTAAACTTAGGTTTAAACCGGAGCCGTAGGGACCGAAGGGTAGCAGAGCGTACGAGCCGGAGCCGTAGGGAGCGAAGCGTAAGAGGGGAGGAAAACATAGAGAGAGCCGTAGGGTAGGGGGTGTAGAAAGGAACCTTACCGGTGCCCTACGGTGCTCTGGGCTCGTAGGCCGCCCTTCTGCGGCCTACGAGGGGAACGAAGTGGTAGAGGCTTAAAGGAGGCGTAGAGGAAAGGACAGCCCTTTTGCGAAACCTTCTAGTCTTATAAATAATTAGTTTCGTATAATAAGTTAATTATTATACGAAACAAAAAATACTAAAACGCCGAGTACTTTCTTTTAAGTTAAGTAAGTCCTTGCATATAGCAGTTCCTTTCAGTCAGCGAAACTTATAAGTTAAGTCTTACTTACTTATAAGTTAAGTATGCTGGTTGCTTAAAACGCCGATGCTCTTTCCGCTGAACCTTTCAGTGGAAAACGGAAAAGAGCGAAACCGATCCTTATAATAAGAAAAGCTGCGGGTCTTCGAAGAACCTCTAACCGGAACCCTTCTACTTCACTTACTTATAAGCCGAAGGGTACTTACTTATAAGACGAAGTTCTGCCACTTCAGAGGAAGGAACACCCTGTTCCAACCGGCTTATTTACAAGAATACCGGTTTCCATAAAGGCTTCTGTCACTTCAGAGGAAGGAACACCCTGTTTAGAGCAAACCGGCTTACTTACTTATAAGTAAGTCTTATAAGTAAGGGAAGGCGGTTCTTGAAGAACACATGTGTCTAGTATAAGTAGTAAGGGTAAATAAAAACCCTTTTACCTTTTGACCTTGTTTATAGTTCCTATTTAGGAACTATAAACAAGGTCAAAAGGTAAAAGGGTTTTTATTTACAAGTTAAGGGATAGTTATAGAAAAAAACAGTAAACCACTTATAAAGAACTTAAAATGTTTCAATACTAATTGTTTGTTTTTTTCTTATTATTTTTTTTCTAAACCACTTAAAACATTGAATAATATTTAAACATTCATCGATTTATCATCTAATGATACTAAATAACCCGTGCCTGCAGGTATTAAATTACCTAAAATGACATTTTCCTTTAAACCTTTAAGAAAATCTTTCTTTCTAAAAATTGCAGCTTTACTTAAAACACGTGTAGTTTGTTGAAAACTCGCTGCTGATAAAAAACTATCAACTTCTAAAGATGCTTTGGTTATTCCTAAAACTAAAGGTTCATATGTTATTTTTTTCATTAAAAATTTATTAATTTTTTCAATAAACGAAAGTTCAAGTATTTCACCAGGGAAAAAGCCAGTTTGAGCACCATCAGTGATACGCACTTTACAAGTCATTTGTTTAACTATGATTTCAATATGTTTATCTGAAATAGTAACACCTTGTGATTTGTAAACACGGTGTACACCATCAACTACAATTTGTTGTATTTTATAAAAACATTGACGTACTGCCATTTCTAAAGGGTATTTGGCACAATAACGTTTAAATAATATTCTTAATAAAGATGGTAAACTATCACGAAATAAACGTCCTCTTTTTGTTGTACGTGCTTCAAAATATTGTTCTACTTTTGGGATTCCTTGAATAATATCACCGGTTTTTAATCTTTGATAAGAAAGAGTAATTACAGGAGTTTTTGGATCAATAAAATCACCATCAAATTTATGTAATATACCTTTAGGTGATATAAAGATAGGTTGTGATTGTCTTAATGTTATTTTTTCTTTATTATAATGAATTATTTGACCTGCTGTTGGTATTGCTATTTTTTCAAACCCCGGTCCAATTATATCACCAGAAACTATGAAATTACCTAATAAAAAAACTTGATTTAATAGGGGCTCGTTGGCCGCCCCCTCGTTGGCCGCTCGGGGGCCCCCAGCCCCAAGTTGGGGCTGGGGGCCCCCCTCGATGTAGCAGCCGGTCGGGGGTGCGAAGCCCCACCCGCCTTTAAGGTGCTCCGAAGAACCCCGAGCGGGCTCGTTGTACCGTTTTTTCTCTCTGCCCTTTCTTGCCGAGTTGGCCTCCTTGTTTCCCTCGTAGCCCGCCCTTCTTCCGTCCCTACTAGACCCGGGCCTCCGACCCCTTTTTTCCGAGTAGGCCGTGGTCCCTAGAGCCCGGTTTTCCTCGTCTGCCGTGGTCCCGAGAGACCCCGGCAGACGAGGGGAAAAGGGCTGACTCGGCAAGAAAGGCCCTATAGGAGAAACGGGCATCGGCAGCCCGTATGTTGGACAGGCGGGTCCTGCTGAAAAATTATATAATTTAAAAGCATGTTTGCTTTTTTTTCTGGTTAATAAATTACCTACTAGTTCTGGATTTTCAGTCTTATCTACTCTTTTACCCTTTTGGTGATCGGACTCTATTTTTAGTTTCTGTCCATCGTATGCTTTTGAACTTTCAAAGGCCATTGCATTTTTAGAGTCTATTGTTCTTTCGTTTTCTATTGCTTCTCCACTTTCCTCTTTTCCTCTTTTACCTTGGGTCTTCCCTCTGGCCCCCGCAGGGGGCAGGGGCGTTCTAAGTAGCAGGCGCGGGGTGGCGAAAGATGGGGCTCCCCTCGTCTGAACACTTATAAGATCAGGCTGCTTTTTGGAACCTAAGGAGTCTCCTAAACTTAAAAGTTCAGACTGCACGGTAGAAGAAAATAAAAGGTTAGAAAACGAAGTAAAAATAACATTAACGGGTGGGGTATAATACTTAAGTGTATTAGACTTTAATGTTTTAAAGTAATTTTTAGAGTTGCTTTTTTGGTGTGCATATCCCTTCGGACTCTTAATTTTATTTTCTTTTTTGACAGGTAGTAAACTATCCAGCCTGCTTTCGGCGAAACAGCTTTTCGGACTCTTTAAATAAAGAGAAGAGGTGCTTTTTTCAGGTAACAACGGCTTCTTTCGTCCTTTAGGAGAACACGCCGCTCCCGCCCCGTAGGGAAGGGTCTTCACCCTACTATAGGCTTGGCCTTGCTTTCTTCCGTTTTCCCCCTCTCTGCCCTTTCTTGCCGAGTCTGCCCGGTTTCCCGCGGCTGCCGGTCGGTGCGGAGCAACCGGTCGGGGTTCTTCGGAGCACCTTAAAGGCGGGTGCTTTCCTTGGTTTTTGGCCCCTAGCCCCAAGTTGGGGCTAGGGGCCCCCAACCCATTAAGTTTACCTAGAGGAAAGGGAGTAAGAAAAATACCTAGCCCCGAGGAAAAAGGAGTATAAAAGGTGCCGTAGGTATCTGAAAGAAGGACGCCAGCCCCTTCTTTCAGATACCTCCTGCTTTTATAAGATTTCAGATACCTTTGGTCAGCGCAGTCAGACACCTTCGGCACCCTCGCTGAAAGAAGAGGAGAAAAAGGATTAGCAAAATAATAACTTACTAAATCTAATTTAGTTAAAAACATACAACTAAAAGGTAACGGGCTGCTTCTTTCAGATACCTCGTCCGCCCTGTAGGGGGTTCTTCGAGAGGTCGGGGGTTGGGGGCCCCCAACCCCCGACCGCCCTGCTTCTCGGCCTACGAGGGGGAGACCACTGAAAGAACCAGGCCCCCGAGCATTTGGTTGCGTAAGAGGCTGGGGCCGAACATCAGAAAGACCGAAGGTACCGGAGGGAGACACCTTACGAGTAGACCCATACGGAGAGAAGACTTCGCGGAAAAAAGGTAAATTTAATTCATTTTTATTTTTGAACCAGGGGCACTTAATAGAAATAATTTCACCTATAAAGGGGCTAAAGTAATACGTTTTTGCAAAAGGGTTCAAATATTTAAAAGTACTAAAAGGTAAAAAATAAAACTTCGTTTGTATAGGTTTCAATTTATTGTTATATTTGGTAAATTCTTTTATTCTAAAAGTCCCCGGCTTACGCAACCTACGGTTGTAGGGGCTATGGGGTCAGATGCCTTCGGCACCCCAAGCGTAGCTGCTCTTCCCCAAGCGGAGCTGCGTTGGGCGCGCGGGGGCTCGATGGCCGCCCCCGGCCAACGAGGGGGCGCCTTCTTTAAGAGACCTACGGAGAAACACCGCGCTGCTACGTTGCCCCCTACGTAAAGTTTCCCAAGGAATACGGCAGGCTCTTCTTACAAAATTACTTTGTACATTTTCTTTTTCTATCAGTGCTTTTACTGAAATTAAGTTTTTATCTTTAATTAATAATTGTAAATTTAAAATATCCGTATTTGTTATTAAAAAACAAGGATTTTCAAATATATAAGGTATTAGTTTTTTTAAATTTTTAGTTTGATAAGCCGACCTCCACTTATCAATAAGTGCTCCTGGTCTAAAAGCTATGCGGCTGTTTTGGAACTCTTTCAAGTGCCCTTGTTTCAAAAATGACGAGGCATTTGACGAACTAGGAAGTAAGTATTTATGGGTCGCCAAGCCGACTTTTTGTTTAGAAATAGGTTTTTTACTGGTATATAAGGGTTTATGTAAATTAAATAGTTTCTTTTTCCTATTTGCTGTTATTACAGTATGTAAATTTTTATTTAGAGAAAAACTTGTACTAAGTTGTAAATAACGATTTAAAACTATTAATAAATTTGAATAAAAAGATGGTTCTATATAAGATTCAAATCTACTTAAGGGTGCATAAGTAAACTGTATTTGTTGCTCTGACTTTTGAAAAAAGAATTCATTTGTATTTTGATAAGTGATTTTTAAAGGATATAAATTTAAAGATTTTCTACTTATAAGAGCAGTTCGGCTCGTCCCCCTCGATGGCCGGGCGCTCGATGGCCGCCCCCTCGATGGCCGGTCGCTCGTTGGCCGCCCCCGGCCAACGAGGGGTCGGCCATCGAGCCCCTCTTTTTTTAGGAAGCCGCTCTTCCCCTTTTTTTTTCTCGGGGGCTCGATGGCCTCCCCCGTACATCGAGGGGGCACGTCCGCCCTGTTTCCCGCGTCGGCCGTATGCGTTTTACTCGGCAATACTCCCGGCTTACTAGGTAACCCGGGCTGCTTCGCTAAGGGGCCTGGTCCTTTCAGTGGAGGGGAGTCGGGTGCCCCTCTTCCCTTATTGGTAGGGCCCCCTGAACTCAGCAGCCCCCCGGCAATGCTGCGTCCCCCACCCCCGAGCAGCCTTGCCTGGGGGAGAGGCAGCCTTGAATGGCTGAGCGAAGCGCTGACCGAAGGCATCTGACCCCCAGCTCTTTCATCCTCGAAGCGGCCCGGGTCCTTTCCTTGGTCGGGGGCCTGGGAGTGGCCTGTTCCTATAAGTGGCTCGAGGTCTAGACTAGAGGCTGAAAGGCTGCCGGACTTGGCAAAAACGTCAGACGGGCCCCTCAGCAAAGCAAGACCTGTAGGGGGAAGGCTGGTCTGGCATGGCGTTATGAATTTCTCAGAGGTCCCCCGGAACTCTGAGGAATGCATAAAACCGCCCATACTTCGAGCTATTTCCCCTTTTGTAGTCTTTCTCTCACCCCCAACAGCCTGTAGGGTGAAAGAAAGACTACGAAAAAAGGGAACCGGCGAAGCCCTTGTTTCCTGAGGTGCTGCTGGGTAAAAGCCGCCGCCCTCGGTCAAAGATCTTAAAAATAGGTGTTGTTGATCACCTCTTGTCTCGCCGGTTTTAAAAAAACAAAAAGGTGTAATTTTAATATCCTGTTTTGTATAAATTTTTGATTTTTTAATTGTAATAATTTCTTTCGGACTAGCTCTTTCAGATGCTCTTCCCTCTGTCCCCCGTACGGGACTTCAGCAAGCTCGGGGGAGCGAAATCGGGGGGGTTTTCGAGTTCCCGGAACTCGAAAACCCCCCCGACTTCGCTCCCCCAACCCCGACAACGTGACTGAAAGGCCCAAGGGGGGCATCTGGTCTTGTAAGAGGCTGGGTTTGGGCCTTTAAATAAGTTTTTTGTTGTTTTATACTATTTATACTTTTTTTTAATTTAAATAAGGAATCAAAAGATTGATTCACCAGCCATACTTGTGTTAAATATCTATATCTTTTTACTTGCCAATATGATGCTGTATATAATTTTTCACTTTTTTTTTTACCTTCGTTCTTTTTTTTTACCCTTATGGGCTCTAGAGACCGCTCGGTGCTTCCTTGGTTTTTCCCATTAAAAATAAGTTTAGTCAGACTAAACGTAGGTTTAAGGGGCGCGTTGGCCGCCCCCGGCCAACGAGGGGGCGCGTTGGCCGCCCCCGGCCAACGAGGGGGCGCGTTGGCCGCCCCCGGCCAACGAGGGGGCGCGTTGGCCGCCCCCGGCCAACGAGGGGGCTCGTTGGCCGCCCCCGGCCAACGAGGGGGCTCGTTGGCCGCCCCCGGCCAACGAGGGGGCTCGTTGTCCGCCCCCTCGTTGGCCTCCTTCGGCGGGCTCGTTGGCCGCCCTTCTTCCGGCCAACGAGGGGGAAAAACATAGGAAGAGGGGGCTCGATGGCCGCCCCCGGCCATCGAGGGGGCGGCCAACGAGCCCCCGGCCAACGAGGGGGAGAGCACCCGAGGAGCAAAAAGGTGCCGTAGAGACCTGAAAGAACGGTCAGTAGGGAACAGCGGAGAAAAATGCGCACCTCTTATTCTTATTTGAATTTTAGGGGACTCCTTAGAACAAAGCTCGAGAGTACTTAACCCGTTACTGTTCGAAAACCGAACTACTTTAGAGAAAAATGAAAAGCTATTTTTAGCTTGTATATTATTTGTTGTAATAGTTGTTAACATATTTTCGTAAGCTTCTTCTTTTAATTGTTGGTTTTTCAATAAATTATATTCTTTGATAGGTTGTAAAAAAAACCCAATATGGGTTTGTTTTTTTTCTAATCTGTTTAAAAGAATAATATTGTAACGTAATTTTTCATTTTTTAGAAAACTCTTAGGTTTATATACTAATAAGGTATTATTAAAAATAGGAGCAACGGGGACTTGTAGATTTCGATTAAAGATATTTGATTTTTGAGTATCTTTGTTTAGATATTCTAAATTTATAGATTCTATTTTTTTAAAATTAAAAAGATTAGAAATTTTTAGACATTCAGCTACTACTGTAACTGGTATATTTTCCGAGTTTGTCAAATGCTCTATGCTCAAAAACGATTTTTTATGTTTTACCGCATTTTGTATATTTACATATAACATACCTTTTTTATCAATTATTTGGAAAGTATTATTTGGCATTTTATTATTAATAAATACTTTATAATTCTTACTGCTTTTTAATATTGGATTAGTTATAATTGTTTTAGTTAATCCTACATACTTTAAAGTTTGTAATGTAATAGGTGTCTTTTTCGTTTTTAATTTTTTTGTTCTGTAACCTCGTCTCCTGCTTGGGCTGGGTTTTCTTCCCTCTGCGTAGCAGCCCCCTATTCCTCCCAGGGCAAGGCTGCGTTGAGCGCTTGGTCCTTTCAGTGGCGTGGTCCTTTCATTGCGATTTTTTTTCTTTTTCGATGTTTTATAGGTCTGGGACCTTTCAGTCTCCGCTTCTTGCCGAGTCTGCCGCCTCTGGCCTACTCGGTAACCCGGCTGGTTCGCTGTACAGGGGGCTGCTCCGCTGCCCCCGGAGGCCGTCAGCCTTTCAGCCTTCCGTTTATGGGCAGCGAAGCCCAGGCGAAGCTGCGATCCTCCCATAGACGTTAGGCTGAAAGGCTGCCGTAGCGAGAACAGGCCTGCTTTGCCGAGGGAAGAATCGGGGCTCGTAGGCCCACGGCCTACTCGAACAGGGATTCGCTGCCCAGGTGTAGCTGCGTATGGGCTGGGGGAAGAGTTGGGGTATCGGACCGCAGCTCCGAATGGCTGCGATAAGCGCTGACCGAAGGCATCTAGGCTCTGGGTGCCGAAGGTATCTATTCCTTTTCCAACGGGGCTTCTCGGAAATGGTGTAACTCCGGAAGTCTCGGACAGGGCAACAGGGAGTCTCCTAAAGGAAGAAAGAAATAATTGTTTATTAAGGTGTTGAGATAATAATTTATAAAAATTTCCTTTATTTTTCACAAATAGATTATTTTTAAATTGTTTTACGAGAAAATTAGAAGAGTCCTTTTTTTCTTTAAAACCAAATAAAGAAACCTTCTTATTAAACAAGAGGTTTTCTACCGAGTATGTTAAAAAATAACAACAAAAAGTTGTAAATTTTGAAAAAAAAGTAAAATCTATATCATATACTAATTCTTTTATTGTTTGTCCATAAAATTTATAGAAATAAGAAGGCTTTATAAATTTCTTTAATTGTGCTATTTTTTTAGGTTCTGGAATGTTCGTAAATTTTAATGTAGTATCTATTAGTACTTTTGAAAAAGAATACGGGTTATTATATTTATAAATAGTCGGTTTCAAATAATAAAAAGACTTAGATATTCTTTTTAAATAATCTTGAACTGTATCATGTTTTTCAACTAAATTGTTTTTTAACCACCCTTTCTTTGTTTGATCAAAGATTTCTAAATGAGGTATATTATTTCTATTTAACCCTTGAACATGATCATAAGCCGGCCTTCTTCCTTTTGAAACGGACGATACCTCGCTATAAAACCCTTGACGGTTTAGTTTGTAAAAAACAGGTATATTTTGTGGTATAAAAACTGTTTTTAATTGTTTCACTTTTTTTGTATATTTTAAGACGTGACTAGCCTTTTTTTCCTGATCTTGTTCCAGATGGTTTCGTTCTACCTGCTGCTTCTTTCGTGCTTTTCCATTCCCTCCAGAGAAACTCCTTTCTCTTAAAATAGGAAAAGAGCTCGGGGGGCCCGACTTATAAGTAGTTTTACACTGAAAGGACAAGGGCTGCTCCGCTGAGAGACCGCTAGGGAATGAAAGACCAAAGGTATCTGAAAGTAGGAGATAGGTGTTCTTCCGAATAATATCTAACAAAGAGGTCTTATTACGGAAAAAAGGACTCTTTGGCATAAATGTAAAAAACACCGAACATTTATTTTGTAATACCATAAAATGTGTAGATATCCAGTGAAATACTGGTAGATTTTTAGATTCACATTCAAATACAAAATTCTCGATTAACTTTTTTTTAGTTGCTGAAGGTCTGCCAAACAAAGGTGACCCTCCGAGCATCTGGTTGCGTAAACCGGAGGCATCTGTTTTCTTCTCTAACCTATTTCCTCCTTTCCCCCTACAGGGCTTCTGGGGAACTAGGTTAGAGTAATAAAACTTCCGAGCCCCCTCGTAGGCCGGGGGCTCGATGGCCGCCCCCGGCCATCGAGGGGGCGGCCTACGAGCCCCTAGGGAAAAAGACTTATACTTATTAAGTAGCGCCTTTGGTTTAAAGGCTCGTACGTTTTGGTTTTTGTTCCGAGACAGAAAAAAGGTGTTATGGTACTTGACAAAAATAAGAATCTTTCTAAATGTCTTTTGGCGAAATTTAAACATAAAATAATATAATAGTTTAAAATTATTTAAAATTTCTTTGTTTTGTTGTAGACAAAACTTCCCTATTTTTAAAATCTTTTGGAAAAGTAGTAATCCAGCTGTAGATGTTTGATATTTTGATATATACCACTGTAAATTGTAAATTTTATTTGATAAACCTTTTATAGAAGATTCTACTTTATTGGTAACATTTGAACAAATATAAATATTTTTTGGAAGGAGACTTTTTTCTCCTTCGGCGGGCCTTTGGTCTAGGAGACTACGTGGACTTCTGCTACTGAAACCCGAAGCAGCGCTATAAGCAACCCTGCGAGGCGAGGGCGCTTTTTTCCTTATAGACAACATTCTAGACTGTACGGTCTTCCTTCGGTCACCGCCGTCTTCCTTTTTTTCCAAGCAAGGCTGCGTTGGCTGGCAGAAAACCTTTCAGTGGCCTGGGTTTTTCTCCTTCGGAGGGGCTGCTTCGCTGAGGGGTCCCCTTAAAAAACCAGCCAGAGCCCTTCTGCCAGAAGAACCCCCAACTTTAGATTTATAATAGTGGCCAACGAGCCCCCTCGATGGCCGGGGGCGGCCATCGAGCCCCCGGCTTTCTCTGTTTAATTTTAGATTTTCAGGTATGTTAAAATGCTTTGGTAATATTCTTAAACTTTTAAGAAATTGAACTTTTTCAGGAAGTATAAGCAAATAGCCATATTCTTTATAGAGAATTTTATTAAGATCAAAACAAATTGTGGGTTGTTTACGCAGAATTTTTAGATTGTTCAGTTTTGGTCTTTCGAGTTTCTCAAAAGTGCTGGTCTTCTTCTCTCCCTTTTCCGAAAGGCTGCTCTTATTAGAATTAGAATTAGAATTAGAATCCTGGAAGGCTGATTCGCCGCAGGAACCTATCCCATCCCTAAAAAAAGTGCTCTGGGACAAGCCCCCTACAACCTTCGGGTGCGTAAGACCGACAACTCCCGTTTGGTGGGCGGTGTCAAGAAGTGTTCTTGATTCAAAAAAAGGTGTTCCTACGGAGGTACGTGAATTGCTTAGATACTTGCCGGATAGAATATTACAAAAATCAATATGGTAAGTTTTCCCTTTTTTGTTAGAGAGTTTCCAATTGGTTAAACTAATACAACTTTTAAGATTTAAAAAATCACCTTTTTGTATAAAAAAAGGCGTAGGTTTATTTGATTCATATATTTTACCAGATAAAATCCAAATATATCCCCACGTCCAAGCTTCATAAATTGTTTCGTTTTTTGTTAAAAAAGGGTTCGAAACTTGTAACTTTTGAACCACATCAGCACCATTGTTCTTGTTTAATTTTATAGGAAGTGGTGATTTCGTTCTTATAAGAAAGTCAGCTGTTTCCTGTTCTATATTAGGAGACTTATTAGTTTTAAAAGTTTTTCCTGTTTTAGGATGAAAGGCTGTCCTTCTATTTCCCCCTCGTTGGCCGGGGGCTCGTTGGCCGCTCGGGGGGCTAGAACGGGGGCAGCGTAGCATCCCCCTTCTATTCTCCGGCAGCCTTTCAGCCTCTATTCTCCTAGGCCGCCCGGTTTCCCTCGTAAGTCCGACGCGCCCCCGTCTTACGAGGGAACCCGGCTGGAATGCTGCCCCACGGCTGCCGTGGGCTCAGCAGCCCCCTTTCAGTGCCCTTGCCCCTCTTAGAAGTCTAAGACCCCTTGATTTACGGGGTTCTACGAGCCCCCAACCTAAAAAAAGTGCTATGGGCAGCAGAGCGCCCACTGCTTTGCTACCCCGAGCCTCGAGCGCCGACCGTAAGCATCTGACCCCAGACGGAACACCTTCGTTTGGTTTATTAGAGTTTAAGGGAGGGGCTGCTTCGCTGAGGGGATCGGCCCTTAGACTAGAGGCTGAAAGGCTGCCGGAGTATGGTACGGGCCGCCCTAGTAGAGGGGCGACGTAAGGCTGAAAGGCTGCCGGGTTTTGGGCGGGGCTAACGTCTATGGGCCCCGGAGCCATTTCTAAAAAACCAAAAGGTGTATTACTATCCAGGTTTAAACCAATATCATAAATGGTTTTTTCGCGATAACTAAGGGATTTGGTATATAATTGACCTTCAATTTCTGATTTAATAGTTAATTCAACGTTATCTGTAGCATTTTTGTTACTTAAATTTGTAATTTGTGCAACAACTTCTTTTTCATAAACATTTTGACCATTACGTAAAAATAATAAAGTAAATGCTGGTATTTTGTAACTTTTTTGTTTTAAACTACCAGTTTGTTCAATAACTGTAAATTTTCCAAAATCTTTTGTTAAAAAGCCTATTTGACCCTCTGGAGTACGTATCAATGTACCAGGGATAGCATTAGGGTAGGATATTATTCCATTAAAAGGTGCTCTTATTTGATCACTAATATCTCCTGAAAAAACCCCACCTGTATGAAATGTGCGCATTGTTAACTGTGTACCAGGTTCACCAATTGATTGTGCCGCCACAACACCTACTGCTTCACCAATGGAAACCAAAGAACCTAAAGCTAAACTCCAACCATAACATAACTGACAAATTAATTTAGCATTTTCACAAGTTAACGAAGAACGCACAAAAACTTTTGAAAAAGTTTTTCCAATTTCAAAAGCTAAATCCATTGTTACTTCATCATTTCGTGATGCTATTTTTCTTTGAAAAGGCCCTGTACTTTTACTAAAAAGATCTATAGCTAAAATACGACCAACAAGTCTTTGATATAATGAATGTATAGTTTTAGACCCTTCTTTCATATTTCGTAAAAAAATACCTCGATATGTACCACAATCATAATTAGAAATTACCACATGTTGTGCTACATCTACTAAACGTCGTGTTAAATAACCTGCATTGGCTGTGCGTAAGGCAGTATCAACGATCCCTTTTCGAGCCCCATAACTTGATATAATATATTCTGTTAAAGTTAAACCTTCTCTAAAATTACTACGTATTGGAAAATCAATAATTTGACCTTGTGGATCTGACATTAAACCTCTCATACCAACTAATTGTCGAACTTGCGAAATATTTCCACGTGCACCTGAAAATGCCATCATATATACAGGATTTAATATATCAGTGGATTCAAAATGATTAAGCACTTCTTGCTTTAAAATTTCACTTGTACGATGCCATGTATCAATTAATCTTTGAAAACGTTCTACCCCTGTAATATCAGCACGTTTATATTGATAAACTGTTATATTTGTTGTTTTTTCTGCATCATACAAAATTTTTGCCTTTTTAGGTGGTATTTTTAGATCATCAATACCTAATGAAATACCTGCAACACTTGCATACTGAAAACCTATTGTTTTTAGTTCGTCAACTAATTTAACTGTTTTGTTTTCACCGTAATTTAATAAAAACCATAAAACAAAATTTTTAAGACGTCCTTTGTCAAAACATTGATTTAAATATTTTGTAAACACCTTTTCTTTTCTTAGGTTGTCTACCTTTCCTGTACGCCTGTCTTTTTTTTTTTTTAGTAGACCAAGGGCCGTAGGGCTGCCCTTCTTGTCTGTATTTTTCATCCGGTTTCCCTCGTTAGCCGTTCTTCCCAACTCTCCCGCCCCCTCGTAGCCCGGGATCCCTCTAGCCCCCGGCTTACTAGGTGGCCAATCCCCCTCTCTGCCCGGGTTCCTACGAGCCATCCCTTGTTTTAACTCTGGGCTGGGTGGCTCTGGGGCCCCTATACTATAGGCTGAAAGGCTGCCGGAGTCTGGGCGGGGCCGCTCTTTTAGAGGGGCAGAAGAGCTACTGAAAAGGGTGACATCAGATCCCTCTCCCGCCATGTAAGGAAAAAGGGGGGCTGTAGGAATCGCTGATGGGTCAGATGCCTTCGCTCAGCGCTTCGCTCCAGGCGTAGCTGCCTCTCCCCCTCGATGGCCGGGGGCTCGTTGGCCGCCCCCGGCCAACGAGGGGGCGGCCATCGAGGGGGGAGAGGCAGCTACGCCTGGAGCCCCATCGGAGGTAGGCGGCCCTAGAGACCCCGAGCGTAAGAAGCTGCCTTTTTGAAGAACAGGAGAAGAAAGGGTCTCTTTTTTTTTATTATAAAAAACAATTCCATTATTTAACCAGTAAATACTATCAGTTTGTGCCATTTTTAGTCTGTCAGTTGACTGTTTTTGGAATAAAAATTTGTTATTATAATAAAAATTAAATAATCCTGTTTTTTTACATATCATATTTATATATGCTAATAAAAACATTTTAAAAGTTATCTATTCAAATTTCTCACTTTTTAGTATAAATACATTTTATAAGACCGCACTTCCTATTTTACTAAATTTGTTTACTAGCTGTCAAACACCCTTTCTTTTATGTAATATTTAGGTTTTCCCGCTCCTTTTTAGCATAATAACCCCCTTCCTCGCATGGGTACTCTGCCCCTTCCTTATAAGTTGCCATTGCTTCTTTCTTCTTATTTTAGGCTCTTACGCAATTTCGTTGTTTGTCTTCCTTTTTTTAGAGCAAAGAGCCGTTCTTGCTCTTATTTAGGAATGCTAATACCCCTCCAGGCCTAGGATACCGGGCTGCTACGCTGTCCTTTAAAAGAAGCAGCCCTACGGGTGTTCCTGTCCGAGTCCGTACCCTGAATCGAAGCAGCCCTTCGGGTGTTCTTTTTCGCTGTCCTTTAAAAGAACCAGCCCTTCGTGTGTTCCTCTGAGCTGCTCTTACTGATAAGTAGTTTCGTTTTATAAGTATCCTTCTAGGTATACTTATAAAACGAAACTACTTAGAAGTCTACGAAGGTTTCTTATTCTATTTCTTTATTGGTATCTCGTAAGTTTTCCTGGCAGCGAAGCACCCTTCCCGAACGGTATTTATGAAGGGTATTCCCGAAGGGTATTTCCGAAGGGTATTCGGCAGGGTATTCCCGAAGGGTATTCCCGAAGGGTATTCCCGAAGGTACTGGCTTCCCGAAGGGTATTCCCGAAGGGTATTCCCGAAGGTACTGGCTAACTTTCCGAAGGGTACTCTCTTACTCTCTTACTCTCTTACTATCTTACTCTCTTACTTATAAGTCTAGGTAGGTTTCTCTTTTAAAGACTCTTACTGATAAGTAGTTTCCCGAAGCAGCAGAAGACCTTTCAGTGGCCCACAGCGAAAAGGGTTGCTTCGCTGTGGGCCACTGAAAGGTCTTCTGCTGCTTCGGGAAACTACTTATCAGTAAGAGTCCTTAAAAGGGTTCCTTTATTTCAAAGCGGAAGAGCGGCTTTCCTATGTTTCGACCCCGCCCATTATAATTAACTATAACTTAGTTATAGTTAATTATAATGGGAAAAACATAGCTTCCTCTCTTTCCTGCCCCTGGTAGAAGAAGCCGCAGAAGGGCGGTCGGGGGGGCCCCAGCCTTGGGGCTGGGGCCCCCGAGCCCCAGCCCATACTTGGGGCTGGGGCTCGGGGGCCCCAGCCCCAAGGCTGGGCCCCCCCCCGAGCCTTTCCTCCGCTTTCCCTACGGTTTCCCATTATAAATAAGTTTAGACCGAAGGGGTCTAGCTAAACTTATTTATAATGGGAAACCGGAGGGGAAGCGGAGGGTGGCCACCCCCCTCGATGGCTGCTTCGGAAGAAGGGCGTACATCGAGCCCCGGGGTCGATGGCCCCCTCTTCCTTGGTTTTCTCCCTCCCTCCTTCCTACGGCTCCGGCTCCGGCTTAAAACTAAGTATAGACCGAAGGGGTAGAGCTAAACTTAGTTTTAAACCGGAGGGGCTATATGGCCGCTCGGGGGCCCCTAGCCCCAAGTTGGGGCTTTCCTTGGTTTTTGGCCCCTAGCCCCAAGTCTGGGACCCTTCGGTCTAGGGGCCCCCCTTAAACCTAAGTATAGTCTGACTATACTTAGGTTTAAGGGGGGCCCCTAGACCGAAGGGTCCCAGACTTGGGGCTAGGGGCCAAAAACCAAGGAAAGCCCCAACTTGGGGCTAGGGGCCCCCGAGCGGCCATATAGCCCCTTCGGTTTATAATTAACTATAACTTTGTTATAGTTAATTATAAGGGGAAAAACATAGGAAGAGGGGTTCGATGGCCGCCCTGTCCTTGTTTTTTCCCTTAAACCTAAGTATAGTATGACTATACTTAGGTTTAAGGGAAAAAACAAGGAAAGAAGGAGGCCATCGAGGGGGAAGAGGGAAAAGCCCATTAGAATTAACTATAACTTAGTTATAGTTAATTCTAATGGGAAAAGGAGGTTCTTGAAGAACCCCTAGAAGGAGTTATAAGCAGGGGCTCCTATGAAACAAAGCATCTGTCCTTTCAGTTACTTAAGTATTATAACTAATTACATTTAAATATAATTAGTTATAATACTTAAGTAACTGAAAGGGGTTCTCAGAACTACTGGCTGTTCTTCTTTAAACGCCGATGCTTGAACCGCTGCCAGACGTTTTCCTATGATAACTAACTATACTTAGGTATAGTTAGTTATCATAGGAAAACTTCGTCTCTTATGTAAGTTTCCTACATGTACTAACTCTATTTATTAATATAGTTAGTTCATGTAGGAAACTTACATGAGAGAAAGCCCCTTTGTTTCCTATAAAATCTATAAATATTTATTTTTAATTAATATACGAAACCTACATAGGAGTCTCCTAGAGACCGAAGGTTACTTAAGTATTATAACTAATTATATTCTTACTTACTTATAAGTTATAATACTTAAATAACCTAGTTCCTACTCTAATTAACTTATACGTTAATTATAGTAGTAACCAAAGGAGTCTCCAGACTGAAAGGTCGCCCCTTATCCTTTCAGTCCTTTCAGTGGCACTGAAAGGCCCGGATCCTTTCAGTCCTTTCAGTGTTTTTTTTAGGTCTTATAACTTTCAGTGCCTGGCCCCTACCCTTTCAGTTTTTCCTTTATTTTTCTATTATAATTAACTATACTTAGATATATTTAATTATAAGGGGCTGCAGAAATCCTTCTAGGGTGTTTCTCCCTCTTCGGTTCTTGCAGAACGGCTCGGGGGGGCCCCTGCCCCAACTTGGGGCTGGGGGCCCCCGAGCCCCAGCCCCAAGTTGGGGCAGGGGCCCCCCCCGACCGCCCTTCTTCCTTAAAGCCGTTCGAGACCTCTCAGAACTGCTGCTTGCAGAAGGGGGCGCGGTTTCACCCTTCGGTCTTACTCTTATGTAAGTTTCATAGCAGTCCCTATTCTAATTAACTAGAACTTAATAAGTTATACTTACTTATAAGGGTGCTCCTATGACCCAAAAAGAGTGCCGCGTTTTCTTCTTATAAATAAGTTTAGTTATACGAAACTTATTTATAAGAAGAAAAGGGAAGCTTCAAGAACCGCTCTTCTTGTGCGGAGCACCCGCCGGTTGATCCGCCCCCTTCGATGGCCAGCAGAAGGGGGCCATCGAACCCCCGATCGGTTGCTCCGCACAAGAAGACAGGGTTTTCTTCTTAAAGGCGGTTCTTGCAGGTCTACCTGCTGTTCAAGAAGAACCGCCTTTAAGAAGAAACCCGGTTTCCCGGTCGGGGAAAGCTCGTTTAAGGAGCGGTTGGGCTCGTAGGCCGCCCTTCTTTCCCCTCGATGGCCGGGGTGGGTTCGATGGCCGCAGGAGGGGCGGCCATCGAGCCCCGGCCCTTCCTTCTACCCTCCGGCTCTCCCCTCCTTCCCTCCGGCTCTTTCCCTCCGGTCCCTACGGCTCCGGCTTCGGTCCGGTCCGTCTATGTTTTCGCCACCCCCTCTTCCTATGTTTTTCCTCGGGGGCCCCTAGCCCCAAGTTGGGGCTAGGGGCCCCCGAGGAAAAACATAGAGAGAGCCGTAGGGTAGGGAAGGCCTTTCCAAGCACCGCTTTCCCTCCGGTTTCCCATTATAAATAAGTTTAGCTAGACCCCTTCGGTCTAAACTTATTTATAATGGGAAAAGGGTTCGATGGCCACCCCCTCGTTGGCCGGGGGCGGCCAACGAGCCCCTACCCTACGGCTCTCTCTATGTTTTTCCCATTAAAATGAACTATAACAAAGTTATAGTTAATTATAAGGGGAAAAAAATAGCCGGACCGGACCGAAGCCGGAGCCGTAGGGACCGGAGGGAAAGAGCCGGAGGGAAGGAGGGGAGAGCTGGAGGGTAGAAGGAAGGGCTCGGGGCCCCAGCCCATACTTGGGGCTGGGGCCCCCGAGCCCCAGCCCCAAGTATGGGCTGGGGCCCCCTACCGCAGAAGGGGCGGCCATATAGCCCCCTTCCTTCTACCCTCCGGCTCTCCTTCCCTTCGGTTCGGTCCGGCTATGTTTTATCCTTCCCTCCGGCTTAAAACTAAGTTTAGACCGAAGGGGTCTAGCTAAACTTAGTTTTAAGCCGGAGGGAAGGATAAAACATAGGAAGAGGGGCTAGATGGCCGCCCCCGGCCATCGAGGGGGGAAGAGGGGAACACCATTATTAGTTTAGTTAGACTCAAATGAATTCTAACGGTGTTCCCCTCGTAGGCCGCAGAAGGGCGGCCTACGAGCCCAACCGCTCCTTTAACTCTCTTTTTGTTTCATAGCCGAAGAGCGGTTTCTAGGAGCACCCATTAGAACTAATTATATTTTAATTAGTTCTAATGGGTGCTCCTAGAAACCGCTCTTCGGCTATGAAACAAAAAGGTCTCCAGACTATAAGGGGTTAGCTGGCTGCTGGTTCTTCTGCTGCTTCGCCCCCCCGCTGAAGAACCCCAGAGAAGACCCCCTGCTCCAGCTCCGGAGTTCTTCAGCGGGGGGGCGAAGCAGCAGAAGAACCAGCAGCCAGCTAACCCCTTATAGTCTGGAAAACAAAGCAGCAGACCGAAGTTTACTTATCCTATTCTAACTAACTATACCTAAGTATAATTAGTTAGAATAGGATAAGTAAACTTCCTATAGGCCCCGCAGAAGGCCCTTTCAGTCCTTTCAGTCTTTCCTTTGTTTGGAGCACCCTTATAATAAACTATAACTTAGTTATACTTACTTATTAGGGTGCTCCAAACAAAGGACGGTGCTCCTTTTTCTTATTAAGTAGAACTAAACTTAATAAGAAAACGGAGCACTGGTGGTTCGAAGGCTCGATCTTTCTTAGGAGCACCCTTATTATTTTAGTTAGACCGACCGCAGGGAACCGGAGGGAGAGAGCCGTAGGGTAGACTGTACTAACTTATAAGGGTTCTTCGGCGTTTCTTGCAGCCGCGCCACTCTCTCTTTGTTTTTCTTGCAGCAGTTCTACTGAAAGGGTATAGAGACCTTTCAGTTGCCCCAGACCGTAGGGGCTCAAACCCCCCCCTCTAGGGCCTTAATGGCGGTAGGGGGCCCCAGCCCCAACTTGGGGCTGGGGCCCCCGAGCCTTTCCTCCGCTTTCCCTCCTTTAAAAGAGGAATTTTTACCATTATAAATAAGTATAGCTAGACCCCTTCGGTCTATACTTATTTATAATGGTAAAAATTCCTCTTTTAAAGGAGGGAAAGCGGTGCTCTGGACCTTTCAGTCTCGTAGGCCGCCCCGGCCTACGAGGGGAAAGCAACCGCTCGGTGCGGAGCAACCGGTCGGGGCGGAGCACCCGCCGGGTGCTCCGCCCCGAGCGGTTGCTCCGCACCGGGCGGTTTACCCTTATAAGTTTAGTATAACTATACTTATTTAGAATGGGGCCCATGCCTTTATTTTTTGTTTCATAGGGCTTTCCCCTCGATGGCCACCCCGGCCCTTCCTTCCTTCCCTCTTACGCTCTGCTACCCTTCGGTCCCTACGGCTCCGGCTTCCCTCCGGTCCGGCTCTCCTCTCCCTCCTACCCTCCGGCTCCGGTCCGGTCCGGTCAGGCTATGTTTTCTCCACCCCCTCGATGGCCGGGGGCGGCCATCGAGCCCCTCCGGTTTAAAACTAAGTATAGCTAGACCCCTTCGGTCTATACTTAGGTTTAAGGTGAAAAACATAGGAAGAGGGGAAAGCCGCCTCTTTCCCTTCGGCTCTTTCCTTTCAGTAAGGACTGAAAGGTACAGGCCCCTTATAAGGGCTGGGCCCCTGCGGTCTCTGTAAAAAGGGCAGCGAAGACCAGCCCTACCCTTCAAGAACTGCTTTTCCTCGAGAGGATTTTCTTTAAAGCAGAAGAGCTTCCTTCCCTTTAAGCTGCTGAGCCTTAAACCCGAGTTCTTGCAGAAAGGGAAGAGCTGGTCTGACCAGCCCATTCTCTAACTTATTAAGTTATAGTTAATTAAAAGAGGGAAGAAGCACCTTCCTTCTGCTATGAAACTTACATTAGAGTAAAGGGGCCCACTGCCCCCTCGTAGGCCTCATTCTTTCCTCCGCTTTCCCTCCGGGCTCGTAGGCCGCCCCTTCGATGGCCAGCAGAAGGGGTGGCCATCGAACCCTGCTACTACGAGGCAGAAGGCGAGGAATTTTTACTATTATAAATAAGTTTAGACCGAAGGGAAAGAGCCTCAGCCGGAGCCGGAGCCGGAGCCGGAGCCGGACCGGAGGGTAGCCGGAGCCGTAGGGACCGGAGGGGGAGAGCCGGACCGGACCGGAGCCGGAGCCGTAGCCGTACCGGAGGGACCGAAGGGTAGCAGAAAGAGAGAGGACGAAGTGGTAGAGCCGGAGCCGTAGCCGTAGGGAAGGAGGGAGGGAGGGGAGAGCCGGACCGGACCGGAGCCGAAGCCGTACCGAAGCCGGAGGGAACGAAGTGGTAGAGGGGAGACGAAGTGGTAGAGCCGGAGCCGTAGGGAACGAAGTGGTAGAGGGGAGGGGAGAGCCGGAGGGTAGAAGGAAGGAACCGGAGGGAGGGAGCCGTAGGGAAACCGGAGCCGTAGCCGGACCGGAGGGTAGCCGGACCGGAGCCGGAGGGAAGTAGGCCGGAGGGTAGAAGGAACCGGAGCCGTAGCCGTACCGGAGGGACCGAAGGGTAGCAGAGCGTAAGAGGCCGAAGGGTAGCAGAGCGTAAGAGGCCGAAGGGTAGCAGAAAGAGAGAGCCGGACCGGACCGGAGGGAACGAAGTGGTAGAGGAGCCGGACCGGAGGGTAGCCGGAGCCGTAGGGAACGAAGTGGTAGAGGGAAGGAAGGGAGGGGAGCCGTAGCCGGAGGGGCTGAGGCCGTAGCCGGAGGGGCTGAGGCCGAAGGGAACGAAGTGTAAGAGGGAGGCTTTATTTATAATGGTAAAAATTCTCCCTTCGGACCCCTCGCTGAAGAAGCCGGGGCTCGATGGACGCCCATTATGCGGCCATCGAGGGGGGGGGTGGCCTACGAACCCTTGAGGTTTCCTTTTTAAACGGATTATATTCAAATATAATCAGTTTAAATAGGAAACCGGACCGAACCGGAGGGAAGGAGAGGAATAGCAGAGGAAAGCCGGAGGGGTTCGTAGGCCACCCCGGCCTTTCCTTGGTTTTCTCCCTACCCTCCGGTTCGGTTCTAAAAAAGTTTAGACCGAAGGGGTCTAGCTAAACTTATTTAGAACCGAACCGGAGGGTAGGGAGAAAACCTACAGAGAGGGGAAAGCGGAGGAAAGAAGCAGCCGGTTGCTCCTTGAACACCGGTGTTCGAGAGGAGCAACTTTAAGGTTTAAGGCTAAGCAGCTGTTCTGCTGTAAACACAAGAAGAACCGCCTTTAAGAAGAAAACCGGTGCTGCGTCTTTCATTTTCCCATTATAATTAACTATAACTTATTAGGTTATAGTTAATTATAATGGGAAAATGAAAGAAGCGGAAGAGCAACCGGTTGCAAGAACCCAGCAGCACCGGTTTTCGAGAGAAGCAACCGGTTGCAAGAACCGCAAGAACCTCCTTCGGCGAAACCGCTGTTCTTCTGGGTTCTTGCAACCGGTTGCTCCTCTCGAACACCGGGAAACCGGCGAAGCCGCTTAAAGGCGGTTCTTGAAGAACACCCTTAGAAGGCTCGTGGAGCAACCTTATAATTATAGTTAGACTAAAATTATAAGGTTGCTCTTCGGCTAAGAAAATTCTCTCTCTTTGTTTCATAGCGGAAGAGCGGTTTATAGGAGCACCCATTATACTAAACTATAACTTATTAAGTTATAGTTCTTATAAGAAAGAAAAACAAAGAGTAAAGGGTACTAGAAGGAGTTCTTGGTCGGGGGTTGGGGGCCCCTGCCCATACTTGGGGCTGGGGCCCCCGAGCCCCAGCCCATACTTGGGGCTGGGGCTCGGGGGCCCCAGCCCCAAGTATGGGCTGGGCCCCCCCCCCGAGTGCTCCTTAAAAAGGCCAGCCCATTAGAACGAATTCTATTTGAATATAATTAGTTATAAGGGGGTGCTACGGAGTTTAAAGAAGAACAGCCGGCTTTCCCCTCTTCCTATGTTTTTACCCTTAAAACTAAGTATAGTCAGACTATAATTAGGTTTAAGGGTAAAAACATAGGAAGAGGGGAAAGCCCTCTTCTTTAAGCTATGAAACAAAAGAAAGAGGGAACGGCTCCGTTTTCCTATTCTAAATAAGTTTAGTTATACTAAACTTATTTAGAATAGGAAAACGGGGCACTCTTTTTGTTTCATAAGAGCAGGACCGTAGGGCTTTTCTATAACGGCCTCCCTTCTTCCGGTTCTTAAAGGCGGTTCTTGCAACTTTAAGGTTTAAGGCTCTTCTTCTGCTCTTTAACTAGGCTGCCGCAATTCGTCCTTGGTTTTTCCTCGGGGGCCCCTAGCCCCAAGTTGGGGCTAGGGGCCCCCGACCATTATAATTAACTATAACTTAGTTATAGTTAATTATAATGGGCTAGATCTTTTTACCATTATAAATAAGTCCAGCCTCTTTCCCTCCGGCTACCCTACGGCTCCTACCCTCCGGTTCCTTCTACCCTCCGGCTCTCCCTTCCCTCTACCACTTCGTCCTCTCTCTTTCTGCTACCCTTCGGCTCCTCTCCTACCCTCCGGTCCGGTCCGGTACGGCTCCGGCTTCCCTCCGGTTCGGTCCGGTCCGGCCTTCCCTCCTCTCCCTTCTACCCTCCGGCTACCCTCCGGTCCGGTCCGGCTCTTACGCTCTGCTACCCTTCGGCTCCTCCTACCCTACGGCTCCCTTCCCCTCTACCACTTCGTTCCCTCCGGCTCCGGTACGGCTACGGCTCCGGTACGGATACGGCTCCGGCCTTCTACCCTCCGGCCTTCTACCCTCCGGCTACCCTCCGGTCCGGTTCGGTCCGGTCCGGCTACCCTCCGGTCCGGCTTCGGTCCGGCTGAGGCTCTTTCCCTTCGGTCTAAACTTATTTATAATGGTAAAATTTCCTTGCCCCCTCTTCCCTACCCTACGGCTCTCTCTATGTTTTCCTCTTACGCTTCGCTCCCTCCGGCTTAAACTAAGTTTAGACCGAAGGGGTCTAGCTAAACTTAGTTTAAGCCGGAGGGAGCGAAGCGTAAGAGGAAAACATAGCCGGACCGGACCGAACCGGAGGGAAGGAGAGGAGAGCCGGGGGGTAGAAGGAAGGGACGGGGCTCGATGGCCGCCCTGCCCTTGGTTTTCCTCTACCCCTCCGGTCGGGGGTTGGGGGCCCCAGCCCATACTATGGGCTGGGGCCCCCGAGTCCCTCCGGCTTAAACCTAAGTATAGACCGAAGGGGTCTAGCTATACTTAGTTTTAAACCGGAGGGGCTATATGGCCGCCACCCGGCCCGGGGGCGGAGAAAAACAAGGAAAGAAGGAGGCCATCGAGGGGGGGGTGGCCATCGAACCCTTGGTTTTTCCCATTATAATTAACTAAAACTTTGTTATAGTTAATTATAATGGGAAAAACCAAGGGTTCGCTGGCCACCCCGGTTTCGATGGCCACCCCGGCCAGCGAGGGGCCAGCGAGGGGAAAGAAGGGCGGCCTACGAGCCCGGAGGGAAAGCGGAGGAAGGCAGAAGAAGAGTCTTAAACCTTAAAGTTGCAAGAACCTCCTTCGGCTTTAAAAGAATCTGCTTCTTAATAAGATAAGAGGGGGTTCTTCTATAAGGGTTAGTCCCGCTGCCCTTCTAGAAGGACCCCCTCTTATTAAGTTAAGAAGCCGCCGATAGAAGGGCCGTTCGAAGCAGACCGTCAGCGATTCCTGCAGCTCTTCTTCCTCGAACGGCTTCTGCGGTGGATCGAAGGGCTTCTGCGTTATAGAAGAACGAATCCTGCCTTTCCTGAAGGGCTTCTGCGTTAGAGAAGAACGAATCCTGCCTTCTTGGAGGATCCGAGGGCCTACTCTAAGCAAACAAATAAGAACTCGAAGCCGGGCGTTATTGAAGGGCGGTCGGGGGCCCCAGCCCATACTTGGGGCTGGGGCTCGGGGGCCCCAGCCCCAAGTATGGGCTGGGGTCCCCTACGGCTCTCTCTTGGTTTTCTCCCTCCCTCCCTCCTACCCTACGGCTACGGCTCCGGCTCCGGCTTAAAACTAAGTATAGACCGAAGGGGTCTAGCTATACTTAGTTTTAAGCCGGAGCCGGAGCCGTAGCCGTAGGGTAGGAGGGAGGGAGGGAGAAAACCAAGAACGGGCTTGGGGGCCCCTGCCCCAAGTATGGGCAGGGGCCCCCAACCCCAGCCCCAAGTATGGGCTGGGGCCCCCCCCGAGCCTACTCCCCGCAAACAAATAAGTAAGAGTGGCTTTAAGAAGCAGCCTTGTCTGGTAGCAGCCGCTTACAGTCGAGGGGCCACTGAAAGGACCGAAGGTCGGAAAGGGCCCATTATAATAAAATAGAATTGAGTTATAGTAAATTCGAATATGGAAAACGCTCTTTTTCCTATTAGGAAACTTACATAAGAGTAAGCCCTTTCAGTCCTTCTAGTACCCTTCGGTATTATAAGTAAGTAGACCTTTCAGTTAAGTAACTTATAAGTAAGTATTGCAGCTAGTTCCTATTATAAGACCTTGTAAGAAGCAGGAAGAAAAAAGCTTTCTTTTTTGTGTTCAACGAACACTTATTAGATATACTTCAACTTGAACGAAGTTCAAGTTGAAGTATATCTAATAAGTGTTCGTTGAACAGGCAGACGAAAGAACCAAGAGCAGAGTTCAAAGGCGGAAGGCAAATCTTCTAGTTGAACTTATACAAAACCTTTAGGTATAGAAGGGCAGTATTTGTATAAGAAAAAACAATAGATACTTGTAAAAGCTATTAAAAATAGAACACGAAAAAGTTTTACAATAAAACTTAAATTAAAAAAGTTTCCTACAGATGCCTTATTTTTGTTTAGATATAAAAAAAAAGGAACTGGAATTTCGTCCAAATCTAGGGTTTTCGATTTTACGTTCTAGGGTTTTCCTCTTTTTAAGGGGGTTCGTCTCGTGTAAGCAGCCGCCCGTTCTTCCTCTAGGCAGCAGCCATGGGTTCTTCTCGTAGACTTACTTATAAGTAAGATGGGCTTTCTGCTGCTATCCCAACCGGCAAGAACCCATAGCACTTTAAGGGCTTTCCCTAATAGGTTTTTCCCATTATAATTAACTATAACCTAATAAGTTATAGTTAATTATAATGGGAAAAACCTATTAGGGAAAGCCCTTAAAGTGCTATGAAGGCCGTATCCTCTCTTTTTGTTTCATAGCCGAAGAGCGGCTTTCCCTAATAGGTTTTTCCCATTAGAATTAACTATAACCTAATAAGTTATAGTTAATTCTAATGGGAAAAACCTATTAGGGAAAGCCGCTCTTCGGCTATGAAACAAAAACTTTCAGTGTCCTGGCATAGAGCAGGATCTTCATTGGCCCCTGCCTAGAACCCTTCGGTCTGCTCCTATGAAAAGTGGCCCCATAGTACGGGGGTTTCCTCTTCTTCCTGCTCCTTCGGCGAACCAGCAGAATAACCCCTTTCACTCTCTCTTAGGAGCGGGGCCGCTTTCCGGGGTTCTTCTATAACGCAGAAGCCCTTCATTTTTAAAGGCTTCGATGGGGCACCCCGACCCCTAGACTGAAAGGTCTACTTATAAGTTAAGTAAGACCGAAGGGTACTAGAAGGACTGAAAGGGCTTTCCTTTGTTTTCCAGCCCCTTTAAGGGGCTAGAAGGATTTATGAAGAACTGCTGTTCTTCTTATTAGGAACAGCAGGTTTCCTTCGGGCAGCGAAGCAGCCGGGCTCCTTCTTTCCTCCGCTTTCCCCTCTCTCTTGTTTTTTCCCATTATAAATAAGTTTAGACCGAAGGGGTCTAGCTAAACTTATTTATAATGGGAAAACCCAAGGAAAGGCCGGGGTGGCCTACGAACCCCTCCGGCTTTCCTCTGCTTTCCCTCCGGTTTCCTATTTAAACGGATTATATTTGAATATAATCCGTTTAAATAGGAAACCGGAGGGAAAGCAGAGGGTTCTTCCCCTCGTAGAAGCAGGCTCGATGGCTCGGGGGCTCGGGGGCCCCCAGCCCATAGTTGGGGCAGGGGCCCCCAACCCCAGCCCATAGTATGGGCTGGGGCTCGGGGGCCCCAGCCCCTACTATGGGCTGGGCCCCCCAACCCCCGACCGCCCCTTCTGCGAAGCAGCCCTTCCTTCCTTCTCTCCTCTCCTACCCTCCGGTCCGGCTCCTCTACCACTTCGTTCCCTCCGGTCCGGCCTTCCCTCCTCTCCTTCCCTCCGGTCCGGCTCTCTCTTTCTGCTACCCTTCGGTCGGGGGGCCCAGCCCATACTATGGGCTGGGCCCCCCGACCGAAGGGTAGCAGAAAGAGAGAGCCGGACCGGAGGGAAGGAGAGGAGGGAAGGCCGGACCGGAGGGAACGAAGTGGTAGAGGAGCCGGAGCCGTAGCCGTAGGGACTCGGGGGCCCCAGCCCATACTAGGGGCTGGGGCTCGGGGGCCCCAGCCCCTAGTATGGGCTGGGGCCCCCCGACCGAAGGGTAGCAGAAAGAGAGAGCCGGAGGGAAGGAAGGCCGGACCGGAGCCGTAGCCGTAGCCGTAGCCGTCCCGGAGCCGTAGCCGTACCGGAGCCGGAGCCGTAGGGAAGGAGGGAGGGAGGCGAAGCGTAAGAGGGGAGGGAGCCGAAGGGTAGCAGAGCGTAAGAGCCGGAGCCGTACCGGAGGGAAGGAGCCGAAGGGAAAGAGGGGAGGGGAGGGAGAGCCGGACCGGAGCCGTAGCCGTAGCCGTAGGGACCGAAGGGTAACAGAAAGAGAGAGCCGGACCGGACCGCAGGGAAGGAGAGCCGGACCGGAGGGAAGCCGTAGGGAAGAAGGAAGGGAGGGAGAGCCGGACCGGAGGGAACGAAGTGGTAGAGGAGCCGGACCGGAGGGTAGCCGGAGCCGTAGGGACCGAAGGGTAGCAGAGCGTAAGAGGGAAGGAAGGGCCGGGGGCGGCCATCGAGCCTGCTTCTACGAGGGGAAAGCGGAGGAAAGAAGCAGCCGGCAGTTCTGGCAGAAGAAACCGCGGTTCTTGCAACCGGTTGCTCCGAACCGGCTGCTTTAAACGGAAACCGTTTCTTCTTAAAGGCGGTTCTTGCAACCGGTTGCTCTGTCCAAGCACCGCTTTCCCTCCGGTTTCACATTAGAATTAACTATAACTTAGTTATAGTTAATTCTAATGTGAAACCGGAGGGAAGGCGGTTCTTGCAATCGGTTGCTCTGTCCAAGCACCGCTTTCCCTCCGGTTTCACATTAGAATTAACTATAACTAAGTTATAGTTAATTCTAATGGGCTAGGAATTTTTACCATTATAAATAAGTATAGTCTGACTATACTTATTTATAATGGTAAAAATTCCTCGCCCCTCGTAGGCCGGGGCGGCCTACGAGCCCGGAGGGAAAGCGGAGGAAAGAAGGAGAGCCCTCCGCCCTCGGGGAAAGAGGGAGAACACCTTAAAGCTGCTTCTCTCGAATGCCGGGTTCCCTATTCTAATTAACTATAACTTAATAAGTTATAGTTTATTCTAATGGGCTGGCAATCTTCAGACAGCTCTGCCCCCCCCCCGACCCCCTTTCATTGGCCCCCTCGAATTCTTTGGTACGAAGGGGCCCCCGGAGTACGGGGGTTCTTCAGCGGGACTAACCCCTTTCAGTCTCTGGAAGAAGGGCAGCGGTTCTGCGGCGTTTTAAACAGCCAGGTAACCCCTTTCAGGGGTTCTGCTAGAACGGCTCGGGGGCCCCAGCCCCAAGTTGGGGCTGGGGCCCCCGACCGCCCTTCTTCCGTACTACGAGGGGGCACCCGACCCCGTATACTATCTTCGGCTCGTTCCTTTCAGTAAGGACTGAAAGGGGCCCATTCTTTAAGGCTCTGGGGCCCCAAATTTAGTCCTCCGGCGGGAGTAGGCTCTTCCTTGGTTTTCTCCTCCCCTCCGGCTTAAAACTAAGTATAGTCTGACTATACTTAGTTTTAAGCCGGAGGGGAGGAGAAAACCAAGAACGGGCTTGGGGGCCCCTGCCCCAAGTTGGGGCTAGGGGCCCCCGACCCCAGCCCCAAGTATGGGCTGGGGCTCGGGGGCCCCCAGCCCATAGTTGGGGCTGGGGGCCCCCAACCCCCGACCGTCCTTCTTCTTTCCTTAAAGTCCTAATAAGAGGGGGGGCCTTCGTTGTAGGGGCCTGCTATTCCGCTATGAAACAAAGGAAAGGTGCCGCTCCCTAGCCAGACTCGTAAGAAGGGGCGAGAGGCTCCCTTTCCTATTCTAATTAACCTAAGTATAGTTAATTAGAATAGGAAAGGGTGTTCTTCAAGAACCGCCTTTCCCTCATAATACCAGAACCGGAGCAGGCCTTTTCTTTGTTTCATAGCGGAAGAGCAGCAGAAATTCTCTCCCCCTCGGATCGTCCTTTTCTTCTGCCATTATAATTAACTATAACTAAGTTATAGTTAATTATAATGGCAGAAGAAAAGGACGATCCGAGGGGGAGAGAATTTCTGCTGCTCTTCCGCTATGAAACTTACAAAAGAGAGAGGCCATAGCACTTTAAGGGAAACCGGCTGCAGGAAGAGCCTGCTTTCCTTGTTTTTTCCCATTAGAACGGATTGTATTCAAATATAATCCGTTCTAATGGGAAAAAACAAGCTTTCTCTCAGCAGAACAGCAGTTCTTTCCTGCCCCTCGTAGGCTCGGGGGCCCCAGCCTTCTGCCAAGTATGGGCTGGGGCCCCCGACCGCAGAAGGGCGGTCGGGGGCCCCAGCCCATACTTGGCAGAAGGCTGGGGCCCCCGAGCCTACGAGGGGCAGGAAAGAACCTTTCAGTATTTTTACCATTATAAATAAGTCCAGTATCCTTTCCCCTCTTCCTTGGGTTTTCCCATTATAATTAACTATAACTTATTAGGTTATAGTTAATTATAATGGGAAAACCCAAGGAAAGGCCTTCCCCCTCGATGGCCGGGGGCGGCCATCGAGCCCCTACCCTACGGCTCTCTCTATGTTTTTCCCCTTAAACCTTAGTATAGCTAGACCCCTTCGGTCTATACTTAGGTTTAAGGGGAAAAACATAGAGAGAGCCGTAGGGTAGGGGCTCGTTGGCCCCTCGATGGCCGGGGTGGCCATCGAACCCGCCCTGTCCTTGTTTTTTGGCCCCTAGCCCCAAGTTGGGGCTAGGGGCCCCCAACCCTTAAACCTAAGTATAGACCGAAGGGGTCTAGCTATACTTAGGTTTAAGGGTTGGGGGCCCCTAGCCCCAACTTGGGGCTAGGGGCCAAAAAACAAGGAAAGAAGGAGGCCAACGAGGGGGTGGTTGGGGGTTGGGGGCCCCAGCCCATACTTGGCAGAAGGCTGGGGCCCCCGAGCCCCAGCCTTCTGCCAAGTATGGGCTGGGGCCCCCGACCGCAGAAGGGGCGGCCATCGAGCCCTTCTGCTGCGGTCGGTCTAACTAAACTTATTTATAATGGTAAAAATTCCGTCCTTTTCTTCTGCCATTATAATTAACTATAACTTAGTTATAGTTAATTATAATGGGCGGGGTCGAAACATAGGAAAGCCGGCTCTTCCTGCAGCCGGTTCCCTCTTCTGCTATAAACCGCCTACTGAAAGGTAGGGGAACCAGCAGTTCTTGCAAGCTCCTTCGCAGAAGCGCCCTTTTTTCTTATTCTAAATAAGTTTAGTATAACTAAACTTATTTAGAATAAGAAAACTTACCTTTGTTTCATAGCGGAAGAGGGGTGCGCCCGAAGGTAGAGGAGCCCAGTTTCCCTATTCTAATTAACTATAACTTATTAAGTTATAGTTAATTAGAATAGGGAAACTGGGCTCCTCTACCTTCGGGCGCACCCCTCTTCCGCTATGAAACAAAGGAAGAAAGGTTTACCGCTGCTGTTCTGCAGGGAAACTGAACTCCTTCGCAGCAGCAGAAGGGGCTGTCCAAGCACCGCTTTCCCCTCGTAGGCCACCCCGGCCTACGAGGGGAAAGCGGAGGAAAGCAGAAAAGAGGGCGTCTTGCACTCCCCCCTCCTATGAAACAAAGGAGCAGTTCGAACCGGCTGCCGGAAGAGCCGCCCAGTGCTCCGTTTTCCTATTCTAATTAACTATACTTAGGTTAAGTAGAAAAGGAAAACAACTGAAAGGTTTAGGCTAGAGCAGAGAGGTACTTTCAGTCCTTTCAGTACAATTATAAGACTGAAAGTTATAAGACTTACTTGTAATTGGGCTTATATTAGAAGTCCTTCTGCAAGCAGGACCGGCGAAGCACCCTTTATTTTTACTATTATAATTAACTATAACTTAGGTATAGTTAATTATAATAGTAAAAATAAAGGGTGCTTCGCCGGTCCTGCTTGCAGACGCACCCTTACAGTTCTTCTAGTACCCTTCGGTCTTATAAGTAAGTAGACCTTTCATTCGGGGGCGTTATAAGTTAGTGTCCATAGCAGCTACGCGTCTTAAGCCAAACAAAGGAAGGCCAGCAGCCCCCAGGAATAGCCTCACGGAGTATAAGGGGTCTTATGGTCTTCGCCCCCAGGAACACCGAGTCCCGATGCCTAAGGAGGACAGGAACACCTGATGCCTCCAGGGGACAGTAACACCTGGTTCTGAATCTAGGAAGGGTTTTAAGGAAAGAGGAAGTTTTGGACCTGGCCCTAAGAATGAAGACCCCCTGCTCCGTCCTTAAAGGTTCTAGGGAACCTTTTCGTTTCCTTTAAGGGGCGCGCCCATCGGTCGCCGCTGCTTTCCTTGTTTTTATCCTACCCTTCGGTTCCTTTTCCCATTATAAATAAGTTTAGCTAGACCCCTTCGGTCTAAACTTATTTATAATGGGAAAAAACAAGGACATAATTAACTATAACTAAGTTATAGTTAATTATGTCCTTGTTTTTTCCCATTATAAATAAGTTTAGACCGAAGGGGTCTAGCTAAACTTATTTATAATGGGAAAAGGAACCGAAGGGTAGGATAAAAACAAGGACGAGCCGAAGGAGGGGTCTAGGCAGGGTGTTCCTTCCTCTTCTATAACGCAGAAGCCCTTCTTATATTTTTAAATGCTTAATAAGAGGGGGGGCTTTCCTTGGGCTCGTAGGACGCCCCGGCTGCTTCTACGAGGGGAAAGATCATTTTAAATAAACTATAACTTTGTTATAGTTTATTTAAAATGATCTTTCCCCTCGTAGAAGCAGCCGGGGCGTCCTACGAGCCCAAGGAAGAGGGGAAGAGCCCAAGCACCGCCTTTAAGAAGCCCGGTGTTCTTCTTGGAACTCTTCTATAAAAGCCGCCCTTCAGTTTAAAAGCCTACAAGGGGCTCTCTGCTTTCCAAAGAACTGCGGTTTCAGAACTCTTAATAAATAAGAAGGCAGGTCTTGCAGCAGTTCTTGGAGGGGGAGACCTACCTATTCTAATTAACTAGAACTTAATAAGTAATAGTTAATTAGAATAGGAAAACGGAGCACTCTTTTTGGTTTCCAGCACTTCTGCGCAGGACTGAAAGGCTTTAACTTTCAGTCCTGCGCAGAAGTGCTGGAAACCAAAAAGTGCCCTTCTATGCTTTCTACAAACAAATAAGAACACCTGAACCCCTGAGGAGTTCGTTCAAATTGGTATAAAGCAGAAAGAAACAAAATAAACGTAGAAATCTACGAATTCGCGGACAACACTCTTACTTAGGAAAAGTCCAAATTCTTATTTAACAGTATAACCTTTAAAGATCCAAACTTTAATACCTATTATCCCATAAATTGTGTTTGCTGTTTTATACGAATAATCAATATTAGCACGTAAAGTTTGTAACGGAACACGACCTGCACGTACCCATTCACTACGTGCTATTTCAGCACCATTTAAACGGCCAGAAAGTTGGATTTTAACACCTTTAATACCAGCAGTACGCATTAATTCTTCTTTTGCAGTTTTTACTACTTTACGGAAAGCTTTTCTTTTTTCTAAAGCATCTATTATAGTATCAGCTACAATAGCTGCTTTGGCTTTAACAATATTGGATTTTACCGAATAAAATTGAATATAAAGCTTAGGTGTTAAAGTAGCATTATCTATATACATTTTTCTTTGTTTTTCAATTTGTTCTAAGAAAATATCAATTAACGTTGTAGGGCCATTTGATATTTTTGTTGTAGTTAATATATTTTGGACACGTGTTTTTACTTTATCTTTTAATTTATCCATAAAAAGATTTACAGGTGTTCGACCTTTTTCGAGATTTAAACCGAATAAAAAATTAGCATGTCGTTTTGTAAATTGTTTTAATTTACGTAAATCTTTACGTGCTTCTGCTATTGTAGTTAAGTAAAGATAAACATTTTCTGTACGATGTTTTTTTATTAAGGCTTTTAAATATTCAATAAATTTTAGTTTTTGACATTCTTTTTCAATATTTTTTAATTTTTGGGCTCGTTGGCCCCCTCGATGGCCGGGGTCGGCCATCGAGCCCCCGGCCAACGAGGGGGCGTCAACGCTTTTCGTGATAAGTGAAACACCCGACTTTTTTATTAGTGAAGATTGTTGCAACAATCTGTTGTGTCCTATACCCTTCGTTAAAAAGCTGTTTTGTTGATATGTAACCATACTAAGGGACTTGGCTGCTCTTTGCGATGCCCTGTTTTCCTCTAGGACCGGGGGTCTTATAAGACTACGATCCCCAGACTGCAACACCCCTAGCGACCCCGCTCCTACTTGGTGTGGTGCTTCTAGGATGTTGCTACGCTCGGGATTTTGACTTAAGGGGAATAGCCCGTCTTCCTGTAGACGTTGGGCTTCAGGAAGACGGGAAGATGGCTTCACGTCCGACCCAAAGCCTAAAAGTTGTAAGTTTTGGCCTTTTTGGTTAAATTTCTGATAGATATATTGTAATTTTTGTTTTCTTTTTAAAGAAAAGAGGTGATTTTTTAATTGTTTTAAAAAACTTAACATTTGATAATAGCTGTAACTTTCAGCTTTTGTAATGGCTGCTGAGCTGCCAAAAGCAATATAATCTTTACGTAAAGATTCCATCTTTTTTAGAGATTTTTGTTCTATAATAGATATAAGTTTGGTTATTTTAGAATAAGATTTTAAAGACAAATGTTTTTGTGTTTTTAAATTCCATTGTACATTACTACCTAAAGTAGGATTTATTATTAGTCCTTTGGGAATAAAACTGTCAACCCCTAAATTCTCCATTCCTACTTTGCTCGGAAGTATCATAGAACCACGACTTTCGTTTTTTGAACCAGTACCAAAACTGTAAGTTTCTGGTACAGTAGTTAACGCACCTTTTAATGCTTGTAAAAACTTTTTATTCATACGATTTACAAAAATTGAAACAAATTTTTTCTTAATACGTGTTTTGAATAAACTTGTTACTTTGTCTTGTTGTAACAAAGAGGTTTTACGATTTGCTGTTTTTCTTATTAGTTTTACTGTTCCAGATATTTTATTAGGTACTTTTATGAAATTCGTACCTGTTTTGGTCCCGCTCGTTCTAGTAAGATTTGTGGTTTCTTTATTATTGGCACCTGATACGTTTTGTTTTGTTGTTTCTACTTGGCCGGCAATCCTCGTCACCGTGGAATTTTTAAGTAAAGCATTTGTTTGTACAACTTTTACTATATTGCTATTTTTTGAAAGGAAATTGCCTATGTTTAATTTTTGTTTAGTATTTTGTGTACTAACTAAACGTGTTATTTTTTGAAAAACTTTAGACCCTTTTTTACTTAAAAATAAACCTTTATAGAATTGTTGTTTTTGTAAACGTATATTTTGACGTTTTCTTAAACGTTTTAAAACTAAAAATTGACGTCGTAATTGTTGCTTTGTTAAATATTTTCTACCTTGCTTCCTTGTATTATAACGTGTATCTGCAGAACTATTTTTAACAATAGAACGTTGATTCTCTGATTTAAACTCGTTTTGTGAACCACTAGAGCTAGGTAGTTTTTCACTTTTACCTTGTACTTTTTCTTCTGTTAATGCATTTTCCGTGTTTAAATTATTTTCTACTGTTTCAGAACTTAATAAGGTTGTTTTACCCTTTTCACTCTTTATTGTAGGTAATACATTTAATTGATGTCGCAAATGTTGTAAATAACGACGTGTTTTTAGAAATTGACAAAATAAATCACGATTTATTTTTAAGTTTTCAATTGATGCTTTAATCATTTCACAATTTTCAGCATGTATTTGAATACCAATTTCATAAGGTATTAAACCTCTTTTAATTTTTATTTGAGTTATACGTGGTTGATTTTCAACTGTAGCATCTGCATCACGTTTTTGAACTTTTAATACTGGATTTAATAATTGTGGAAATAACTTTGTTAAAGTATGACGTAACATACGATCTTCTAAAACGCTTTGTGCATATTTTTGTTTATGAAAACGTGCAAACCATTGAGATTGATGTTTTTTTGTAATACCAACACGAAAACCTAAAGGATGTACTTTTTGACCCATATAAATATTCTATTTCAAAGTCTTTTTTTTTATAGTCTACTTCTTTTCTGCCTGGTTAGGGTTTCCTTTTCCTTTAGTTTTTAAAACCTAAAAACTTGCATTTCTCTGTGTTTAACCGGAAGGGGGTTCTTCTCTATGTTCTCGTGCCCCCTCGTCTGGGTTCCCAGCAGTTCTTATAAGGAACCCCTTCCTTTGTGGCAATTTCCTTTGTTTGGAGTGGATCCTTTCCCTATTCTAACTAATTATAACTTAATAAGTTCTAATTAGTTCTAATAGTGATGGGGCCTTCTTCCAAGAACGCCTTCTAGGGTTTTCCTCTTATTTGTTTGACCTCTTCGGTTTGTTTGCCCTCTCTGGTAAGGTTGTTTGCCCTCTTCGGTTTGTTTGTTTGTTTGTTAAGAGTAGGCCTGCTGAAACCGGTTGAAACACCCTGTTTCCATTTTAAAGCCTACGAAAGAGCATTCCCTTTCCTCTTATGTAAGTTTCCTCGCAGAAGAGGGTGTTCTTCTTTCCCCTCGTAGGCTCGGGGGGCCCCAGCCCATACTTGGGGCTGGGGCCCGTCCTTGGTTTTTCCCCTTAAAACTAAGTATAGCTAGACCCCTTCGGTCTATACTTAGTTTTAAGGGGAAAAACCAAGGACGGGCCCCAGCCCCAAGTATGGGCTGGGCCCCCCCCCCCGACCGCAGAAGGGCGGCCTACGAGACTGAGAGGTCCAGAGCACCGCTTTCCCCTCTTCCTATGTTTTCTCCACCCCCTCGATGGCCGGGGGCGGCCATCGAGCCCCTCCGGTTTAAAAATAAGTTTAGCTAGACCCCTTCGGTCTAAACTTATTTTTAAACCGGAGGGGCTCGATGGCCGCCCCCGGCCATCGAGGGGGTGGAGAAAACATAGCCGGACCGAAGGGTAGCCGTAGCCGTACCGGAGCCGGAGGGTAGGAGGGAGCCGAAGGGTAGCAGAGCTAGAGAGGGAAGGAAGGGCTGGGGTGGCCTACGCACCCCCTCTTCCCCTCTTCCTATGTTTTCTCCCTCCCTCCCCTCTCTAGCTCTGCTACCCTGCGGTCCCTACGGCTACGGCTCCGGCTCCGGCTTAAACCTAAGTTTAGCTAGACCCCTTCGGTCTAAACTTAGTTTTAAGCCGTACCGGACCGGAGGGTAGCCGGAGCCGTAGCCGTAGGGACCGCAGGGTAGCAGAGCTAGAGAGGGGAGGAAGGGAGCCGAAGGGTAGCAGAAAGAGAGAGGAAAACATAGCCGGACCGAAGGGAATCCGGAGCCGGAGGGAACGAAGTGGTAGAGGGAAGGAAGGGCCGGGTCTATATGGCCGCTCGGGGGCCCCAGCCCCAAGTATGGGCTGGGGCTCGGGGGCCCCAGCCCATACTTGGGGCTGGGGGCCCCCGAGCCCCCGAGCCAGCGAACCCTTGGGCTCGTAGGCCGCCCTTCTGCGGCCTACGAGGGGAAAGATCCTTTAAAATGAACTATAACTTTGTTATAGTTCATTTTAAAGGAGCTTTCCAAGGAGAGGCCGGGGTGGCCATCGAACCCACCCCCTCTCCTATGTTTTTCCCATTATAATTAACTATAACAAAGTTATAGTTAATTATAATGGGAAAAACATAGGAGAGGCCTGCTTGGAAGAAGGGCGGCCATATAGCCACGGCCCTTCTTCCCTCCGGCTATGTTTTCTCCACCCCTCCGGTTTAAAAATAAGTTTAGACCGAAGGGGTCTAGCTAAACTTATTTTTAAACCGGAGGGGTGGAGAAAACATAGAGAGAGCCGTAGGGTAGGGAAAGCCGCCGATGCTTTAAAGTCCCCCAGCGGGTTCTCCTTATAAGTTAAGTCTAACTAAACTTAGTTATAATGGGAACTATAAGGGTCGTCTTCTAGAAGGGGAAACCGGTCGGTGCGGAGCAACCGCTCGGGGGTTCGATGGCCAGCAGAAGGGGGGTTGGGGGCCCCCGCCCATACTATGGGCTGGGGTTGGGGGCCCCTGCCCCAACTTGGGGCTGGGGGCCCCCGAGCCCCCGAGCCCCAGCCCATACTATGGGCTGGGGTTGGGGGCCCCTGCCCCAACTTGGGGCTGGGGGCCCCCGAGCCCCCGAGCCCCAGCCCATAGTATGGGCTGGGGCTCGGGGGCTCGGGGGCCCCCAGCCCCAAGTTGGGGCAGGGGCCCCCAACCCCAGCCCATAGTATGGGCTGGGGCCCCCAACCCCCGAGCCATCGAACCCCCGACCGGTTGCTCCGCACAAGAAGAGCGGGGTAACCACCAGCAGCCGCAGAAAGCCCCTCTCTGTCGGTTTAATAAGAATAAATAAGTGTTATACATCAACGAACACTTATCAGATATACTTGAACTAATACAAAAGGGAAAAGAATGCCTTAACCAGGCAGATATTGAAACACGTAACATGTTTTAAAATTATAAAACTTTAACTATGAAACAAAATGTTTTGACTTTTTAAGAACCTTTTTAACTATAATTGTTTAAAATGTAGTTTTTTTTTTTTTACTTTTATAGTATTGACTGTTAAATAAATAATAAATATCAGAACATACTGTATAGTATACTAACTTTTTAGAAGTTATATCAAAGTTGCTATTTTTCTTTTATTTATAAATCAACTAGTTTTATACTGTTACCCTAAATCCTACTTTTTCTTTTTGTGCCAGTATATAAAAATATCTTCCTTTTTAGGAAAGAAAAACGGTAACAGTTCTCGGTTGTCAATAACAAACTATTCCAGTCCTCCTTCTTTTAGGCAACACCTGTCCCTTTCTTTTTTTTCCTAGCAGTTCTTCTGCCAGAACAGCTGTTCTTTCCCCTACTCTTTTAAGTAAGTAAGAGAGTAAGTAAGAGAGTAAGTTAGAGAGTAAGTTAGAGAGTAAGTAAGAGAGTAAGTTAGAGAGTAAGTAAGTAGGTAAGTAAGAGAGTAAGCCAGTACCCTTTGGTAAGCCAGTACCCTTCGGTAAGTACATAAGTAAGACCCCGGAGCCTAGAGGGGCCTACGTACCGGTGCTCAGCCACCGGTTGCTCTTCCCCCAGACGAACTGCGGGTTCTTCTGCCGGCAAGAACCCGGAAGAGGGGATCGTATGCCGCCCTTCTGCCTTTCCCCCTCGATGGCTCGGGGGCCCCAGCCCCAAGTTGGGGCTGGGGCCCCCGACCACCCCGGCCATCGAGGGGGAAAGGCAGAAGGGCGGCCCTATAGCCCCCTCGAGGCAGAAGGGCGGCCCTATAGCCCCCGGCACTAGAGGCAGAAGGGCGAGCTACTCGGCAAGAACCCGGAAGAGGGGCGGCTTCTGCTACGGAAACAGGTCCTCAGCAACCGGTTGCTATTCCCCTCTTCCTATGTTTTTCGGCCCCTAGCCCCAAGTTGGGGCTAGGGGCCCCCAACCCTTAAAACTAAGTTTAGACCGAAGGGGTCTAGCTAAACTTAGTTTTAAGCCGGAGCCGGAGCCGTAGCCGTAGGGACCGAAGGGTAGCAGAGCTAGAGAGGGGAGGGAGAAAACATAGCCGGACCGAACCGAAGGGTAGGAGAGCCGGAGCCGTAGCCGTAGGGACTCGGGGGCCCCAGCCCATAGTATGGGCTGGGGCCCCCGAGCCATCGAACCCCGCGTCTTTCCTTTTACAATTATAATTAACTATAACTAAGTTATAGTTAATTATAATTGTAAAAGGAAAGACGCAGCACCGGCAAGAACACGGAAGAGGGGGGGGCAGCCTACGGAAACAGGTCCTCAGCAACCGGTTACTCCCAGCAGCAACGGCAAGAACCCGGAAGAGGGGTTTACTTATAAGCCGAAGGGTACTGGCTTACTTACCTACTTACTTACTCTCTTACTTACTCTCTAACTTACTCTCTAACTTACTCTCTTACTTACTCTCTTACTTACTTACTTAGCGAAGCGTACTGGCTTACTTACTTACTTACTTACTTACTTACTTACTTACTTACTTACTTACTTACTTACTTACTTACTTACTTACTTACTTACTTATAAGTGTACTGAAAGGTCTTCCTTTTGCTGCAGGAAACAAAGGACTGTCCCCGAGAAGAACCCCGAGTCTTATTCAGGGGGTCTACAACTGTAAGCGAAGAACAGGGGAAAGCAAATAAAAGAATGGCGGCTTCTTACTAATAAGGAGGTTTTCCCTTAGGGGCTTTAAAAAGCTTTTCTGTTCTATTTAGTAGACTTTTTAATAGGTGGTAGACTACCCGTTTCTTTTTAAAGAGAATTCCTTAAGAAATTAAGGAATTCTCTTTAAAAAGAAACGGGTAGTCTACCACCTATTAAAAAACTTTGATTTCTTTATGGTACTCTGCTAAAAAAGAAAAAAATCTTATTTAGTAAAAACTTTTCTGTTTAAAAATTAAAATAAAAGAATTAGTTAGTCTATTCTTTCCCCCCTCGATGGCCGCCTTCGGGTTCGATGGCTACCCCCCCCCCTCGATGGCCGCAGAAGGGCGGTCGGGGGCCCCAGCCCATACTTGGCAGAAGGCTGGGGCCCCCGACCGCCCTTCTTCCCTCCGGCTTGGAAATTCCAGTTTAAATGAACTATAACTTTGTTATAGTTCATTTAAACGGGAATTTCCAAGGAAGAGCTCCTTCGATGGCCAGGGGGTTCGATGGCCACCCCCTCGATGGCCGGAAGAAGGGCGGCCATCGAGCCCCGGGTTCGATGGCTCGGGGGCCCCAGCCCCAAGGCTGGGGCTCGGGGGCCCCCAGCCCATAGGCTGGGGCCCCCCCGACCACCCCGGCTGCTTCAGCGAGGGGCCAACGAGGGTCCCTTCCTTCCCCTCTACCACTTCGTTCCGCTCGGGGGTTGGGGCCCCCTGCCTATACTTGGGGCCCCCAGCCCCAAGTATGGGCTGGGGCCCCCAACCCCGACCCCTCCGGCTACGGTCCTCTCCCCTCGTAGGCCGGGTCGGCCTACGAGCCCAACGGCTACGGCTCCGGCTCTCCCTCCCTCCCCTCTACCACTTCGTTCCCTACGGCTACGGCTACGGCCTCGGTCCGGTCCGGCTATGTTTTATCCACCCCCTATATGGCCGCAGAAGGGGTTGGGGGCCCCCAGCCCCAACTTGGGGCTGGGGGCCCCCGAGCCCCAGCCTTGGGGCTGGGGCCCCCGGGCGGCCATCGAGCCCCTTCGGTTTATAATTAACTATAACTTTGTTATAGTTAATTATAAGCCGGAGCCGTAGGGACCGAAGGGTAGCAGAGCGTAAGAGCCGGAGCCGTACCGGAGGGAAGAAGCCGAAGGGTAGCAGAGCGTAAGAGCCGGACCGGACCGGAGGGTAGGAGAGGAGAGGAGGGAAAACATAGGAAGAGGGGCGGGCGGCCATCGAGCCCCTCTCTCCTTCCCTCCGGCTCGTAGGCCGCAGAAGGGCGGCCTACGAGACTGAAAGGTCCAGAGCACCGCTTTCCCCTCGTAGAAGCAGGTGGCCTACGAACCCCCTCTCTGTAGGTTTTTCCCATTATAAATAAGTTTAGCTAGACCCCTTCGGTCTAAACTTATTTATAATGGGAAAAACCTACAGAGAGGGGGTTCGTAGGCCACCTGCTTCTACGAGGGGAAAGCGGAGAAAAGTCCTCCTTCGGGTTCGATGGCCCCTCGATGGCCGCAGAAGGGGCGGCCATCGAGCCCCGGCCTCTCCTTGGGTTCGATGGCTCGGGGGCTCGGGGGCCCCCAGCCTTGGGGCAGGGGCCCCCAGCCCCAAGGCTGGGGTCCCCTACGGCTCTCTCTTGGTTTTCTCCCCTCTTACGCTTCGCTCCCTACGGCTCCGGCTTAAAACTAAGTATAGACCGAAGGGGTCTAGCTATACTTAGTTTTAAGCCGGAGCCGTAGGGAGCGAAGCGTAAGAGGGGAGAAAACCAAGGACGGGCCCCCAGCCCCAAGGCTGGGGCCCCCAACCCCCGACCATCGAGCCTGCTTTTACGAGGGGAAAGAATAGAGAAAGAGAAAGAAGATTAATATATAGCAACCAATCTATAATTTATTAGTATTATTTAAAAATAACTTAAAATAAACAATTAGAATAGGTTCACACGTATGATATGAAAAAATAAAAATGTTAAAATTCTTTAAAAGTTTGCTAAGTCACCACGACGATATTGTAGATAAGCAGTAACAAATAAACCTGCAATTGTTACTGGCACCAAGCCTAAAACAATACCTGATAATAACGGTTCGACCATATATAGTTGTTTATAATTTTATTTAAACCCTTATATTTACTACATATTACACTGTTTTTTTCAACTTTCTTATGTATGATATTTACGCTTTGTTCTTTCTTTTGGTATAACTTCTTCAACTTCTTGTTTCAGCGAGGTTTCTTATTCTATTTTAGTGTCCAACCAATAGGATTTACCTGAGGCTTTTACTTATAATTCGTTTTATAATTAAATGAAAAGCGTGGTTCCTACGGTCCAATCGTTCCTTTAAGAACGTGACGTGATAGTCTCCTATCATCACGCAAGAACTCCCGATCAAGAACCCCTGGTGTCAATAAATATAGTTTGAGAAGGTAAAATCCTTATTTATTGTGAGTATACCTATAGTTGGAAGCCTTTTATTTAACGGGATAATCCATATTTGGTTTACTCAATGGAGATCCTGCAAGCTCGTATAGCTGGTATACTTTGAAGGCTCTTCAGACATACCATTTAGGCATTATAGGGTACCATCTTACCCTTTTGGGCTCGGTCTCTTAAGTCCTCCGTCCTGCTGCTGGGAGTCATATTTTCATACGAACTCCTGTAGTCTGTTTGATGTCTTAAGGAATTTGAGGGTTAGTAGTTACCTTTACGATCCCCAGAGGGGAATGCCCAGACTAGTTGATTTCTCGACTATCTGTCATCGTGGAATCCCACCTTATCGTTTTACGCATACCCTGCAAAACGGGTGGGCTCCTTCTCCCTTTTCGTCTCGTCCTTGGGTTTTCCCATTATAATTAACTATAACTTATTAGGTTATAGTTAATTATAATGGGAAAACCCAAGGGTTCGATGGCCACCCCCTCGATGGCCGGGGGCGGCCATCGAGCCCCGGCCATCGAGGGGAAGAACCACCGGGGCTGCTTTGCTGCCCCCCCCCCGGGCGTTCCTTCCGCTCTTCCACTATATGCGTTTGAGGTAAGCAAAGCCCTACATCGTTTGTAAAAAGAGCAAAACCCGTCTTACGAAGTCGCCTTGCCGAGTGAGGCTTTTCTTCTGCGGCATGCTATTGTTAGTCCCGGGTTTCCCAGTTTTCCTTTAAGTAAGGACTGAAAGGCGGCCCTTTTTATAGGTCGGTCATGAAAGAAGCCCCGCCTTTTAGCTGCGTAAGAAGAACCGCTCGGTGCGGAGCAACCGGTCGGGGGTTCGATGGCTCGGGGGCCCCAGCCTTGGGGCTGGGGCCCCCGAGCCATCGAACCCCCGACCGGTTGCTCCGCACAAGAAGACCGGGAAATATAATACGAAACATCGCCCTTACTTACTTATAAGTTGTCTCTTATTATTCTATAAGAAAAAGGGAAGGCAAGACTAAAAAAATAAAAATGCGCTTCTTCCTCGCAGAAGGAAACGAAAACTCTACTAAGAAAGAAGGACAGGGGTTATAAGAAGAAGAACAGCGGCTACTTATTTTTTTTTTAAGAACTTTGTAAATATAAAAATTAAGAAAAATCTCCTGATTCTTATAGTTTCAGTTATTTGAACGAAGTTCCATATAGGAGAAAACACACTTCTATTTAGATGTTTTGTAATTAAATTAAATATAACATAATGTTACTGAGATTTGTACATTTCTTAAGAACAAAAAGCTGTTAAGTAGAACAAGAACTGCTGTTCTTCCTGTTTCTTTTTTTATGTCCTATCCCTACTCTTCTATTATTTCTTCTGCTACGTCTTACGTACTTACTTATAAAACTTCAGTTTGCTTCGTCAATCGCGTCTTTTCCATCTTTTCCCTTTGGAAGATGGAAAAGACGTGATTGCCCTTATAAGTTGCCTTTAGAGGATCTTAAATAAGAATACCTTCTAGTTTTTCCCCTATAGGAAAAAGAACGAAGAGATTAAAGAGCCGAAGTAGCAGCAGCTCTTACTGACTGATAAGTCGTTTCGTCTTATAATTAAGTATAATTATTGGTCTCATTAATTATTAAGTAAGTCTACCAATAATTGAAACTAAAAGCGTGTTTCCTACGGTCCAATCGTTCCTTTAAGAACGTGACGTGATAGTCTCCTATCATCACGCTCTTCCTCCTATTAGAAGATCCATAATGTCAATAAATGTATTTTCACCTTTCTTACTTACTCTCTTACTCTCTTACTCTCTTACTCTCTTTCTTAGCGAAGCGTCCTGGCCCACTACCCTTCGGTTAGCGAAGCGTACTGGCCCACTACCCTTCGGTTAGCGAAGCGTACTGGCTTAGCGAAGCGTTTCCTTTTTCCCCCCTTTATAATTAACTATAACAAAGTTATAGTTAATTATAAAGGGGAAAAAAAACAAGGGTTCGATGGCTCGGGGGGGCCCCAGCCTTGGGGCTGGGGCTCGGGGGCCCCAGCCCCAAGGCTGGGGCCCCCCCGAGCCATCGAGCCCCGGCCCTTCCTTCTACCCTCCGGCTCTCCTCTACCCTACGGCTCCCCTCTTTCCCTCCGGTCCCTACGGCTCCGGTTCCTTCTACCCTCCGGCTTCCCTCCGGTCCGGCTCCGGTTCGGTAAGGTCCGGCTATGTTTTCTCCACCCCCTCGATGGCCGGGTGGCGGCCTCTCCTTGGTTTTTCCCCTTAAACCTAAGTATAGTCAGACTATACTTAGGTTTAAGGGGAAAAACCAAGGAAGAGCCCCTCCGGTTTAAAACTAAGTTTAGCTAGACCCCTTCGGTCTAAACTTAGGTTTTAGGGGCTCGTTGGCCGCTCGGGGGTTGGGGGCCCCAGCCCATAGTATGGGCTGGGGCCCCCAACCCCCGACCCCCGAGTCTTTAAGTAAATAAACGTCGCTGCTTCGAAGGAAAAACGTAAATAAGTGCTCGGGGGCTCGGGGGCCCCCAGCCCCAAGTTGGGGCAGGGGCCCCCAACCCCAGCCCATACTATGGGCTGGGGCCCCCAACCCCCGAGCTTTAAAAAAAATAAGGTACTTACTTATAAGTAATGCCAGGGTACTTATAAGTAATGCCAGGTATAAGTAAATAAGGGTCCAACCCGCTTAAAGAAGGAGTTCATACGGGGTAGGGGGTTGGGGGTTGGGGGTTGGGGGCCCCAGCCCATACTATGGGCTGGGGTTGGGGGCCCCTGCCCCAACTTGGGGCTGGGGGCCCCCGAGCCCCCGAGCCCCAGCCCATACTATGGGCTGGGGTTGGGGGCCCCTGCCCCAACTTGGGGCTGGGGGCCCCCGAGCCCCCGAGCCCCCGCCCATACTATGGGCTGGGGCCCCCGAGCCCCCGCCCCCGAGCTCTTATTAGGTAGCCCATTAAGCCTAGGCGTTTTTAGAGAAGGAGTTCTTAACTTAATAAGAGGGTCGGGGGTTGGGGGCCCCAGCCTTGGGGCTGGGGTTGGGGGCCCCTGCCCCAACTTGGGGCTGGGGGCCCCCGAGCCCCCGAGCCCCAGCCCATACTATGGGCTGGGGCCCCCGAGCTCGCTCTTACTTACTTATAAGTAGGCCGCTTTTCTGCTTTCCCCTACCCTACGGCTCTCTCTTAGGTAAGTTTTTCCTCGGGGGCCCCTAGCCCCAAGTTGAGGCTAGGGGCCCCCAACCATTATAATTAACTATAACAAAGTTATAGTTTATTATAAGCCGGAGCCGGAGCCGTAGGGCTCTTCCCCTCGATGAAGCAGCCGGGGCTCGATGGCCGCTCGGGGGCCCCAGCCCCAAGGCTGGGGCTCGTGGGCCCCCAGCCCATAGTATGGGCTGGGGGCCCCCCGACCCCTTCTGCGGTCGGGGGGGGCCCCATCCCATACTATGGGCCCCCAACCCCCAACCCCCGCGCGTTTTAAAGCCCGTTAGGGCCCGGCCCGTTAGAAAGCCCGGGGGGGGGGGCCAGCCCATACTTGGGGCTGGGGTTGGGGGCCCCTGCCCCAACTTGGGGCTGGGGGCCCCCGAGCCCCCGAGCCCGGCCCGTTAGAAAGACCTAGAGGCCCGGCCCGTAAAAGCAAGTAAAGGCCCGTAAGAAAGCCCGGGCACGTTTAAAAGCCCGATTCATAGACCGGTTAATAGCCCGTAAAAGCCCGTTTGCCCTTTTAGAGGGCGTTAAGTCACGTAGATCTTTTAGAGCCCGTAAAAGCCCTTTAAAGCACTTTAATCCCTATAGGCCCGTTAGAAAGCCCTGGCACGTTTAAAAGCCCTACAGAAAGCCCTATAGAAAGCCTTATAGGGAGGAGGGAGCTCGGGGGTTGGGGGCCCCAGCCCATACTTGGGGCAGGGGTTGGGGGCCCCTGCCCCAACTTGGGGCAGGGGCCCCCAAGCCCGTTCTTGGTTTTCTCCTCCCCTCCGGCTTAAAACTAAGTATAGCTAGACCCCTTCGGTCTATACTTAGTTTTAAGCCGGAGGGGAGGAGAAAACCAAGAGAGAGCCGTAGGGGACCCCAGCCCCAAGTATGGGCTGGGGCCCCCGACCCTTTAAAAAATCCTATAGAAAAGAAAGCCCTTTAGGGGAAAATGGAGTCTAAAGCCCTTCCCCTATCCCTTTAGAAAGGTTTCTCTTTATTTCTATAAGAAATAAGGTTTATATTCTTAGTTGGTTTTACTCTTTCTTCTTTACTTTTATTTTATTTAGTTTTAAAAACCTTAAAAACATAGGTTTAAAGCTTTAAAGCCTAATTTAAATCTTAAACCCTCGTCCTTGGTTTTTCCCTTTATAAATAAGTTTAGACCGAAGGGGTCTAGCTAAACTTATTTATAAAGGGAAAAACCAAGGGTTCGCTGGCCCCTCTTCCTATGTTTTTCCCATTAAAACTAAGTATAGTCTGACTATACTTAGTTTTAATGGGAAAAACATAGGAGAGGCCGGGGTGGCCATCGAACCCACCCCCGGCCTCCTTCTTTCCTTGTTTTTTCCTCGGGGGCCCCTAGCCCCAACTTGGGGCTAGGGGCCCCCGAGGAAAAAACAAGGACAGGGCGGCCATCGAGCCCCGGCTGCTTCAGCGAGGGGAAAGGCCTTAAAAGCCCGGTTTAAAACTCCCGTTAGAAAGCTCAATTAAAAGCCGGCGTAGCCCTATAGGCCCTATACCGTTAGAAAGACCTATAGGCCCGGCCCGTTTAAGATCGTTAAGCCCTTTAGAAAGCCCGTTTCACGTCTATTGGGCGTAGACCGCTTTTCTAACTTAACTTGTTTTACAAGTAAGAAAAAGGAGCGATGCAAAGGTCAAAAGAGGGAAGGAGAACTTCTAGTGATCGTTTGTTAGTACAGCCTTCATCAAAAGGAGCGATCAGCGTATTATCAATCTAGTTGTAATTTAGTAATGCGGCTTTTATAAGCCTAAAACTTTAGAAGGAATTTATTTAATAATACACGACAAATGAATCGTACATTTAGAGAACGTTTAGACGATTCGAGGTTGTATTAATCTTTTAAAGCCGTTAATTGAAAAATATAATGAAAGAACTTTCTTGCCCTGTGTTATACAAGTATTTCTAAAAGAGTCTATAGACTTTTTTAGTATCGTATAGGGTTATGTTTCTGAAGCAAAATGCTCCCCGGCTACGGCATACATTTCCCTAATTCTTATATAGATATATAAACGAAACAAATCATAGACTGTTTGGCTTTATGTGTGTAAGTAATTATAATTCGCATAAAGATAGCCAGGGCTGGGATTTGGACCCATGTCTCGAATATTCTTATACATATGGAAGATGTAAATATAGTACATTTCTATACCCTAAAAAAAAGTAGCGAGGAAACTTCTATAATGGGCGTATCAGAAAATACTATAAATTCTCCTGTTGTGGGTTCGACTTCTGGAATTTCACTATCTACAGAGCAAATAACTAGTCTTTTGCAATAGTTGTTAGCTCTACAGAGTAATCAATCTATTCCAAATACTGCTAGTACACCTGCTGCACCTGTACTTTTACCATCTGGCAGTAATTCTGGTTCTGCTAATGTTACTGGTTCAAGTCCCAAACTCTACTAATACGCCTCCTTCTGGTATAAATCCTACTACAACTATTCCAGTTGCTCCTGTTGCCGCTGTTAAACCTAGTGCTAGAGAAAAAGCTCTGCACAACTTATTAGGAAAAGAAGCACGTGAAGCAATGAAACTTAAAAAGGAGTTGGCTGCTGCAGATAAAGCTGCTAAAAAAGCTGCTAAAGAAGCTGCTATAGATGCTGCTGCTAAAGAAGAGTTATAAAAGCTAGTTCTAGAGGAACTAGAATCTTCGACTATTACTACTGGTGGCTACTATCCTTCCAGCTCCAGCTACTGCTCCTGCTCCTGCTCCTGCTGCTACTCCTGATCCTGCTAAAGAGGATTAGTTAAACTGCGTATCCTCCTGACAAAAAGGAGTTTTTAGACTAAATATAAATGCCCTTGTCCCATTTTTTACCCTTACCTGAAGGGAGGGGTTATTTTATAAAATGTAACGTTGACCTTTTTTTGATCAAAAAAGGGTATACGTTACATTCAATTTTCCCCAAATAACGAGTATTTCTAAATGGTCTATATGGGGGATAAAACCCCCATATACGCGATATATTTTAACATTATATGAAAAAATACAAGTTTTCAAAAAAAGAGAACTCTTAAAGAAAGAAACCGAAGGGTAGAGGGAAAGAACCCGTAGCCGGAGCTCGGGGGTTGGGGGCCCCTGCCCCAACTTGGGGCAGGGGCCCCCGAGCCCCAGCCCCAAGTATGGGCTGGGGCTCTTCCTTGGTTTTTCCCCTTAAAACTAAGTATAGTCTGACTATACTTAGTTTTAATGGGAAAAACCAAGAACGGGCTTGGGGGCCCCTGCCCCAAGTTGGGGCTAGGGGCCCCCGACCCCCAGCCCATAGTATGGGCTGGGGTTGGGGGCCCCTGCCCCAACTTGGGGCTAGGGGCCCCCGAGCCCCCCGACCGGAGGGGCGGAACGAAGTGGTAGAGGGACCAGAGGGTAGAGGGAAAGAACCAGTAGCCGGAGCTCGGGGGTTGGGGGCCCCTGCCCCAAGTATGGGCAGGGGCCCCCGAGCCCCAGCCCATAGTATGGGCTGGGGCTCGGGGGCCCCAGCCCATAGTATGGGCTGGGGTTGGGGGCCCCTGCCCATACTTGGGGCAGGGGCCCCCGAGCCCCCCGACCGGAGGGGCGGAACGAAGTGGTAGAGGGACCAGAGGGTCGAGGGAAACCGTAGCCGGAGCTAGGGGCCCCAGCCCCAAGTAGGGGCTGGGGGCTCTCTCTTGGTTTTCTCCCTCCCTCCTACCCTACGGCTCCGGCTCCGGCTTAAAACTAAGTATAGACCGAAGGGGTATAGCTATACTTAGTTTTAAGCCGGAGCCGGAGCCGTAGGGTAGGAGGGAGGGAGAAAGGACGGGCTCGGGGGCCCCCAGCCCAAAGTATGGGCAGGGGCCCCCAACCCCTGCCCATAGTTGGGGCTAGGGGCCCCCGACCCCCAGCCCCAAGTATGGGCTGGGGCCCCCCGACCGGAGGGGCGGAACGAAGTGGTAGAGGGACCAGAGGGTAGAGGGAAAGAACCCGTAGGGGTAACCAGAGGGTAGAGGGAAAGAAAGTAAGTATAACATTTTTAAAGGTATAGGATATACGTTAAGCCCTGTTTAAATAGGAAGAAAAAGGAACACCTCAAAACAAGCCTCCAGACGCATTGTTTTACTAGAAAAGGTATCCCAGGACCTTTTTTAAAACCCCTAACGACTATTTTAAATACTATCCAACCTCCCTTACAAACAGAGGTTGAAACAAATTTATTAGCAAGCGTACAATTAGAAGTAAAAGAGCCTATTTATAATAGAGTTCAAAAATCTTCAAGTTCAAAGACTTTTTCAGAGAACTTGAAGAGTTTTAGAGACTGAAATTAGATGCAGAGTTAGGGGAGTCTTCCAGAGATAGAAACTGATTATATACCTGATACAAACACAGACGCTCCGATACAGAAGAAGAAAAAAGCTTAGTTAGAAAAGTAAAAACTCGTAAGAAAAGGAGTCCAAAAAAAAGCAAAGGTAATAAAACCCCCTTGTGTATACAAGGAATTGTCTATAGATACAGAATTTGATAATGAATTTATCACTACAAGGTAGAGCAAAGTTAATTTATCTAGACCTATAAACTTTTTATTTTGTATACTGTCTAATAAGAACTTATATGGGACTTTATAGTGAAGAACTAAAGAGCATAAAACTGAATTAGATATTCCGTTGTATATTTACTTTGACTTATTTGATAAGTATACTTCTGAAAAACCCCTTATTGAATATCTTTTAATTATATTGAAGCATTATATTACTTATCCTTTTACCTTATCTTTTAACCTTATCGTTTATATGTATTATTCTCTGCGAGATATAAGAATTGCCTATGGCCAGCATTATCTTATTATTTACCGAACAACTAGGGAATTTACAACATACTAAAAGGGTGTATGGCGAGTTTAAGTATCAACAGCTATTCGAAACAAATGTAATGAACTTTAAATTTATAATAACTTTACGTTATAGGGTTAAGGAGGTTTAAAAAGTTTAATGGATTCTATAGGCTTAAAAACTACTCTAAAAAAAACTATGGACATTTCTAAAAAACGAATGAAAGACGGAATCGTTGGGGAATTTAACGCTATGGTTTACAAGATTGTAGAGTCTTATATTCTATAATAGACAAAAAAGCTGTTCAATCGTGTCTTTAAAAAGGTATTCTTACAACAGTAGAAGCGATGTACACAAAAACTTTTACCGTAGGCACACAAGTATATACTTTACTAAAAAAATATATTAGATATTTTATATTTAAAGGCAATATAATTTATATACGCTTTTTTTTTAAGTTAGGCGTTTTAAATAATCATCATAAAGATCACGGCTTTAAAACGTTTAAACCAGAACGTTTAATTCGTATGCCGAGTTAGTAACATATTCAAAAACCTGAGGGGTTCAGGGACTTAAAACAATTGTTAAAGCCTAAAGTATTTTATTTACAACCTTGGCAGTTCTTCCGGGTTCGATGGCTCGGGGGGGCTCGGGGGCCCCCAGCCCCAAGTTGGGGCAGGGGCCCCCAACCCCAGCCCATAGTATGGGCTGGCCCCCCCGACCACCCCCGGCCTCCTTCTTTCCTTGTTTTTTGGCCCCCTCGTTGGCCGGGGGCGGCCAACGAGCCCCTAGCCCCAAGTCTGGGCGGGGCCGCCTTCGGTCTAGGGGCCCCATTAAAACTAAGTATAGCTAGACCCCTTCGGTCTATACTTAGTTTTAATGGGGCCCCTAGACCGAAGGCGGCCCCGCCCAGACTTGGGGCTAGGGGCTCGTTGGCCGCCCCCGGCCAACGAGGGGGCCAAAAAACCAGGACAGGGTCGGGGGGCTCGGGGGCCCCTGCCCCAAGTTGGGGCAGGGGCCCCAACCCCAGCCCATACTATGGGCTGGGGCTCGGGGGCTCGGGGGGCCCCAGCCCCAAGTTGGGGCAGGGGCCCCCAACCCCAGCCCATAGTATGGGCTGGGGTTGGGGCCCCTGCCCCTACTTGGGGCAGGGGCCCCCGAGCCCCCCGAGCGGCCATCGAGCCCCTGCCCTTCTCTCCTACCCTTCGGTCCGGCTATTTTTTTTCCCATTAAAACTAAGTATAGTCAGATTATACTTAGGTTTAAGCCGGAGCCGGAGCCGTAGCCGTAGGGAACGAAGTGGTAGAGCCGGACCGGACCGGAGGGTAGCCGGAGGGTAGAAGGGAGAGGAGGGGAGGGAGAAAACATAGGAAGAGGGGGCTCGTTGGCCGCCCCCGGCCAACGAGGGGGAGCCTTTTACAGAGACTATACTCGTTAGTAGGCCTAGTTTACACACCTCTTAATAAGAAAAGCTCCAAGTTTATTTATTGGTCTAATTAGACGATATAGAACTTTTAGATGCTGAAATTCGACTTATAGGTATCTTCAAACTCTCGTACGCTTCGCGCTTATAGAAAACTACTACTGGCTACCCGTAGGAAGACTTATAGGGAATTTTAGGGAAAGACGCAGGATAGGCTAGTACTCGAAAACCCCCGAAGAACCCTTCGTTGCTTAGAGCAGGGTTCTTATTTATTAAGAGTAGGTTTCGCATTAAGGCAGTTCTCTGGGGATTTTTATAGGCCTGTACCCTTCGGTTTATTTATAAGTTTCCCAGAGCACCGTAGGGCTTTCCTGCTTCTACGAGGAAGCAGGAAATGTGCTGCTCTTTTCCCCTCGTATAAGCAGGCTCTTCCCCTCGATGGCCCCTCGCTGAAGCAGCCGGGGTGGTCGGGGGCCCCAGCCCATACTTGGGGCTGGGGCCCCCGAGCCATCGAACCCGGGGGTTCGATGGCCACCCCCGGGCCTCCTTCTTTCCTTGTTTTTTCGGCCCCCTCGTTGGCCGGGGGCGGCCAACGAGCCCCTAGCCCCAAGTTGGGGCTTCCCCCTTAAACCTAAGTATAGACCGAAGGGGTCTAGCTATACTTAGTTTTAAACCGGAGGGGCTCTTCCTTGGTTTTTCCCCTTAAACCTAAGTATAGTCTGACTATACTTAGGTTTAAGGGGAAAAACCAAGGAGAGGCCGCCACCCGGCCATATAGGGGGTGGAGAAAACCAAGGACAGGGCGGCCATCGAGCCCCTGGCCATCGAAGGGGTGGTCGGGGGCCCCAGCCCATACTATGGGCTGGGGCCCCCGAGCCATCGAACCCTTGGTTTTTCCCTAATAAATAAGTCCAGCCTCTACCCCTCCGGTCTCGTAGGCCGACCCGGCCTACGAGGCAGAAGGCGAGGAAGTTTCTCCCTCCTACCCTCCGGATCCGGCTTATAAATAAGTTTAGCTAGACCCCTTCGGTCTAAACTTATTTATAAGCCGGAGCCGGAGGGTAGGAGGGAGAAACTTCCTAGCCCCGGCTTCGGTCTGACTAAACTTATTTATAAGTGAAAAACCAAGGAAAGGGGGGAAGGGGTTAGGAATAGTATAATATAAAAAATGAAAAAAAAAGAGATGCCAAGTCTAAAAGGAATCCCTGATGCTCTTACTTTAAGAGTAGGTAGCCGGTTTCCGTAGGTGCTCTCCCGATAAGAGTTGTAGACCTCTTCGTGCGGGGTTACTTACTTATAAGAAGGCTATTCTACCTACCTCTTATAGGTAGGCTTTCTTGTGGGCCGACAGAGCTCTGCTACCCTTCGGTCCTTTTCGCAGCAGCTTTCTTGTTTGAGATAGAATTGCTGGGACTTCTAAGGGGAACCAAAGAAACGGGGTGCCTTAACTTATAAGTAAGAAAGCCCGGGGAAGCCGATGTACTGGCTTACTTATATTATAAGAGAGGCCTTCTGCCAGTAGAGAGTGTCGAAATAGACAATTCTTATAAGCCGTCTGCTACTGGCTTATAAGGATTCCTACGGCGAAGTAAATGCTCTTATTTGTTTGTTTGTTTGTTTGGCGCTTCTGCGTTTAAAGCATCCCGGGAGAACCATTAAGAACTTTTGGCAGTTCTTGAACAGCTGGGCCTTTCCCTACCCTACGGCTCTCTCTATGTTTTCCTCTACCCCTCCGGCGAGGAAGTTTCTCCTCCCCTCCGGCTTATAAATAAGTTTAGCTAGACCCCTTCGGTCTAAACTTATTTATAAGCCGGAGGGAGCGAAGCGTAAGAGGAAAAGAAAGGGTCCTTCGGCTTAAACCTAAGTTTAGACCGAAGGGGTAGAGCTAAACTTAGTTTTAAACCGGAGGGGCTATATGGCCGCTCGGGGGCCCCTAGCCCCAAGTTGGGGCTTTCCTTGGTTTTTGGCCCCTAGCCCCAAGTTGGGGCTAGGGGCCCCCAACCCCTTAAACCTAAGTATAGCTAGACCCCTTCGGTCTATACTTAGGTTTAAGGGGAAAAACCAAGGACGGGCCCCCTTCTGCGGCCATATAGGGGGTGGAGAAAACATAGCCGGACCGGAGCCGGACCGGACCGGAGGTTAGGAGAGCCGGAGCCGGAGGGACCGGAGGGAAAGAGGGAAGGAACCGGAGGGTAAGAGCCGTAGGGTAGAGCCGGAGCCGTAGGGAACGAAGTGGTAGAGGGAAGGAAGGGCCGCAGAAGGGCTATATGGCCGCCCCTTCTGCGGTCGGGGGCCCCAGCCTTGGGGCTGGGGCCCCCGAGCCCTTCCTTCTACCCTCCGGCTCCTCTACCACTTCGTTCCCTCCGGTTCGGTCCGGCTATGTTTTCTCCACCCCCTATATGGCCGGGTGGCGGCCTCTCCTTGGTTTTTCCCCTTAAACCTAAGTATAGTCAGACTATACTTAGGTTTAAGGGGAAAAACCAAGGAAGAGCCCCTCCGGTTTAAAACTAAGTATAGCTCTACCCCTTCGGTCTATACTTAGGTTTAAGCCGGAGCCGGAGCCGTAGCCGTAGGGAACGAAGTGGTCTACCCGGACCGGACCGGAGGGTAGCCGGAGGGTAGAAGGGAGAGGAGGGGAGGGAGAAAACATAGGAAGAGGGGGTGGCCATCGAACCCGAAGTTGTTTCTACCTAGAAAAAGGGAGGTCGGGGGCCCCAGCCCATACTTGGGGCTGGGGTTGGGGGCCCCAGCCCCAAGTATGGGCTGGGGCCCCCAACCCCCGAGCCCTTTCTTGCTTCTCGCGCCCTTCTGCGGGGAGGTCGCCCCTCTTACTTAGGCGGGCCTCTAAAAAGAGGGGCCCCGAACGTAGGCTTTTAGACCTATAGAGGAACGCCTGCCGAAATAGGCCTAGAGAAGAAAGACCGTAGGCTTTGAGGCCTAGAGAAGAGTGGGCCCAATAAGAGAGTTTGGCATAAAGAATAACCCGCCTTCTGCTACGAAAAGAAGGAAGAACCTTCTTACTTATAAGTAAGTAAGAGGGGGACTCTTAGTTGGTTGATTGGTTGGTTGGTTAGTATTTTGCCGCCCCTACCCTACGGCTCTCTCTATGTTTTCTCCCTCCGGGAAGGTCCGGCTAGGTTTTTCCCATTATAATTAACTATAACTTTGTTATAGTTAATTATAAGCCGGAGCCGGAGCCGTAGCCGTAGCCGTAGCCGTACCGGAGGGACCGAAGGGTAGCAGAGCGTAAGAGGACGAAGTGGTCTACCCGGACCGGAGGGAAGGAGAGGAGGGGAGGGAGGGAGAAAACATAGAGAGAGCCGTAGGGTAGGGCGGGCGGTCTACGAGCCCCCTTCGGTTATTTTGGTTGTTTGGTTGTTTGTTTGGCCTGTACCCTACGGTTGGTTGTTAAGATTAGCAGAAGCCAAATTACACCAGCTACTTACTTACTTACTTATAAGAGGGGGGGCCACTCTTGTTTGTTAAGAGTAAGAAGGGCAGTTGAAAGGGCAGAAGGGCCACTATTATTTGTTTGTTTATAAGTTTGGTATTTATTTTGGTATTTTGTTTGTTAAGAATAGTAGAACGCGCGTTATAAAGGGTAGCCGCTTTAAGAATGAAGGGCCTACTTTTACTTAATAAGAAACCCCGAAGAACCTTCTTACTCTCTTACTCTCTTACTCTCTCTCTTACTCTCTTACTCTCTTACTCTCTTACTTACTCTCTTACTCTCTTACTCTCTTACTTATAAGTGGGGACTCTTATTTGTTTGTTTGCCTGTACCCTTCGATTTGTTTGTTTGCCTGTACCCTTCGGTTTATAAGTTTGCCCTCTCTGGTAAGGTTGTTTGCCTGTACCCTTCGGTTTGTTTGTTTGCCTGTACCCTTCGGTTTATAAGTTTGCCCTCTTCGGTTTATAAGTTTGCCCTCTTCGGTTTATAAGTTTGCCCTCTTCGGTTTATAAGTTTGCCCTCTTCGGTTTATAAGTTTGCCTGTACCCTTCGGGTTTTTTCCTGTACCCTTCGTTTTTTTTTGCCCTCCTTCGTTTTTTCCTGTACCCTTCGGTTTGTTTGTTTATAAGTTTGGTATTTTGGTATTTTGGTATTTTGTTTGGTATTTATTTTGGTATTTTGGTATTTTGTTTGGCCTGTACATCGTTGGTATTTTGTTTGGTTTTTTGGTATTTTGTTTATAAGTTGGTTTGCCTTAAGGGCCCCTTCGGTTTGTTTGTTAAGAGTAGCAATCCGCGCTTGTACAAGACCTTTTATAGAGAAGTTCTCTTGCTGCTTCGGGAAACTGGCGGCATTTCTGCTTTAAAGAAACTCCAAAAAAAAATGCCCTCTTATAGGTAGAATTTTAGACCGAAGGGGTCTAGCTAAACTTATAAGTAAGAGAAACCGGTCTTCTTGTGCTCTCTACGCTTTCCCCCTCTCTCCTTCCCTCCGGCTCGTATATCAGAAGCCGCAGAAGGGCGGTCGGGGGCCCCAGCCCATACTTGGGGCTGGGGCCCCCGAGCCTTTCCTTGTTTTTTCCCATTATAAATAAGTTTAGTTAGACTAAACTTATTTATAATGGGAAAAAACAAGGAAAGGCTCGGGGGCCCCAGCCCCAAGTATGGGCTGGGGCCCCCGACCGCCCTTCTCGATGGCCTCCTTCTTTCCTCTGCTTTCCCTCCGGTTTCCTATTTAAACGGATTCAAATCCGTTTAAATAGAAAAAACCTACAGAGAGGGCGGGTTCGAAGGCTCGGGGGGCCCCAGCCCATACTATGGGCTGGGGCCCCCCGAGTCCCTACGGCTCCGGCTCTTACGCTCTGCTACCCTTCGGTCGGGGGGGCCAACTTGGGGCTGGGGCCCCCGAGCCCCAGCCCCAAGTTGGGGCTGGGGCTCGGGGGACCCAGCCCCAAGTTGGCCCCCCCGAGTCCCTACGGCTACGGCTCCGGCCTACCCTACGGTCCCTTATTCCCGCCGGCTCCGGCTCCGGTCCGGCTCTCCTCTCCCTCCCCTACCCTACGGCTCCTACCCTTCGGTTCCTCTCCCTCCCTCCTTCCCTACGGCTCCGGCTCCGGTCCGGTCCGGGTAGACCACTTCGTTCCCTACGGCTACGGCTACGGCTCCGGTCCGGTCCGGTCCGGCTCCTCTACCACTTCGTTCCCTCCGGTTCGGTCCGGCTATGTTTTCTCCACCCCCTACCCTACGGCTCTCTCTATGTTTTCTCCTCCCCTCCGGCTTAAACTAAGTTTAGCTAGACCCCTTCGGTCTAAACTTAGGTTTAAGGGGAAAACCATAGGAAGAGGGGGGGGGGAAGAGGGGGGAAGAGCCTGCTTCTACGAGGGGAAAGCCCTACGGGACTCTGGTAAGTAAGAAAGAAAGGACAGGAAGAATCTTTTACTTATAAGTAATGCGAAGGTTTCCTCTTTCCCCGCAGTACTTATAACAGGGGCGGCGAAGAACAAATGCTCTTAATAAGATAAGAATGGAAGATTTCTTATAACTAAGTAAGAATTCCTATGCATTTTTGCTCTTTTGCATTTTTGCTCTTTTGCATTTTTGCTCTTTTGCATTTTTGCTCTTTTGCTTGTATGTCAACTATTCTAACGAAGGGTAATAAGGGCTACTCTTACTAACGAGTAAAGGGTATAGAAAACTGGAAACCGCCTGCTATTTATTACAAAAGAGCAATCCCAGTGTACCGTAGGGTACTGGAAATTTCTCTCAAAGTACGTAAGAGCTCTCTTACTAGCTAGAAAGGTACCCTACGGTACAAGAACTCCCTAAAGCTACTTTAAGAGGGGAGACGTAGGGTATAAGGCCCTACGGGCAGAACCCCTACGTAGTACCCTTCGGCTTACTTACAAGAGGCCATCGTAGCAGAAGGCAGGTCTTAAAGTAGCAGACGGGAGTTCTTGTACCTACCCTACGGGAGGGTTACTTATAAGAGGCCAGGGTATTCTTCTTTAAAGCCGCAGGAAGGATTCTTCCGAGTAAGAGGCCGAAAATTTAAATAAGAGGGCAGTATTCGTTCTTATTTGTTTATAAGTTTGCCCTCCTTCGACGAACAGCAGCCTGTACCTTTGTTTGCCCTTGCACCCCCCCCCCCCTGTACCCTTCGGTTTGCCTGTACCTTTCGGTTTGTTTGCCTGTACCCTTCGGTTTGTTTGTTAAGAGTAGCTATTTACTTATAAGTAAGTAAGAGGGGCCTCTTTCTTAAGAAGGAGCGGGGCAGCGAAAGCCGGTCTTCTTGTGCTTCCTCCGCTTCCTTTTTCCCTCCGGTCCCCTTTGTCCGGCTTTCGCCGCCCATTAGAATTCACTATAACTTATTAGGTTATAGTGAATTCTAATGGGCGGCGAAAGCCGGACAAAGGGGACCGGAGGGAAAAAGGAATCCTTCGGTCTTACTTGTTAGGTCCGCCCCTTTAACCTAATAAGAGGGGCAGGAAGAGCAACCGCCTTCCGCACCATCCTGTTCAAGGCGCGTTGTTTGCAAGAAACTCCCCCTTCCCCTTCTTATAAGTTTGTTAAGAGTAGCAGGCGTTTCTTGCACCTAATCTGTCGGAGTTCTTGCTATGGCTTGGATGGGTAGGCCTGCTATGAATGATACGCGTAACGAGCCCTCGGAAGTGGCCTAAAATGAGATCCAAGCGTTTGAAGGGTGGACTCTTACTTACTTATAAGTTTGTTCTTTCCTTCCCTGTACTTTTTTTTGCTTTGAAAGGAGTAGGCCCGTCTTACTAGAAGGAAGAGAGGACCGTAGGGGGGGGCGGCGAAAACCTTTAAAAGGTTATAATAGCCGGACCGGACCGAAGGGTAGGAGAGGAGACCGAAGGTTACTTAGCGAAGCGTTTCCCCTCTTCCTATGTTTTCCTCTCTCTTTCTGCTACCCTTCGGCTCCCCTACGGCTCCCCTCTTTCCCTCCGGTCCCTACGGCTCCGGTTCCTTCCCTCCGGTTGGGGGTTGGGGGCCCAGCCCATACTTGGGGCTGGGGGCCCCCGAGCCCCAGCCCCAACTATGGGCTGGGGCCCCCGAGTCCGGCTCCGGTCCGGCTTAAACCTAAGTTTAGACCGAAGGGGTAGAGCTAAACTTAGTTTTAAACCGGAGGGGTGGAGAAAACATAGCCGGACCGGACCGAAGCCGTAGCCGTAGCCGTAGCCGTAGGGAACGAAGTGGTCTACCCGGACCGGACCGGAGGAGAGGACCGTAGGGTAGAGCCGGACCGGACCGAACCGGAGGGTAGGAGAGGAGAGCCGGACCGAAGGGTAGCCGGAGGGTAGAAGGAAGGAAGGGAGGGGAGGGAGAGCCGGAGCCGTAGGGACCGGAGGGAAAGAGGGAAGGAAGGGCCCCTCGTTGGCCGGGGTGGCCTTCGAACCCGGGGGTGACCACCCCCTGGGTTCGATGGCCACCCCGGCCAGCGAGGGGCCATCGAAGGGGCTATATGGCCGCCACTTGTTTTTTGGCCCCTAGCCCCAAGTCTGGGCGGGGCCGCCTTCGGTCTAGGGGCCCCATTAAAACTAAGTATAGACCGAAGGGGTCTAGCTATACTTAGTTTTAATGGGGCCCCTAGACCGAAGGCGGCCCCGCCCAGACTTGGGGCTAGGGGCCAAAAAACAAGGAAAGAAGGAGGCCTCTCCCTACCCTACGGCTCTCTCTATGTTTTCTCCCTCCCTCCCTCCCCTCTACCACTTCGTTCCCTACGGCTACGGCTACGGCTCCGGCTCCGGCTTAAACCTAAGTATAGACCGAAGGGGTCTAGCTATACTTAGTTTTAAACCGGAGGGGCTCGATGGCCGCCCCCGGCCATCGAGGGGGTGGAGAAAACATAGCCGGACCGAAGGGTAGCCGGAGCCGGAGGGAACGAAGTGGTAGAGGGAAGGAAGGGCCGGGGCTCGATGGCCGCCCTGTCCTTGTTTTTTCCCCTTAAACCTAAGTATAGTCTGACTATACTTAGTTTTAAGGGGAAAAAACAAGGAAAGAAGGAGGCCATCGAGGGGGTGGCCATCGAACCCTTGGTTTTTCCCATTAAAATGAACTATAACTAAGTTATAGTTCATTTTAATGGGAAAAACCAAGGGCTCGATGGCCGCCCGCCGAAGGAGGCCGTCGAGGGGGTGGCCACCCTTGTTTTTTCCCATTTAAATTAACTATAACTTTGTTATAGTTAATTCTAAAGGGGAAAAAAAAAACAAGGACGGTCGGGGGTTGGGGGCCCCAGCCCCAAGTATGGGCTGGGGCCCCCGAGCCCCAGCCCATACTTGGGGCTGGGGTCGGGGGCCCCTAGCCCCAACTTGGGGCAGGGGCCCCCAAGCCCGTTCTTGGTTTTCTCCTACCCTCCGGCTTAAAACTAAGTATAGCTAGACCCCTTCGGTCTATACTTAGTTTTAAGCCGGAGGGTAGGAGAAAACCAAGAGAGAGCCGTAGGGGACCCACTACCCTTCGGTTAGCGAAGCGTACTGGCTTACTTATATGTGCAAGAATCTTCCATAGCAGAAAAAGGAATCGCTGCCTTCTTTCCTATAAGTGTCCCTTTTCCTTTACTTTCCTTTCTTTTTAAATATAGACTTTTTTTTTAAACCTCTTACCCTCCGGTTCCTTTACTTTCCTTTCTTTTCTCTATACTGAACTTAACTTAACTTAACTAAACTATACTTAACTTAACTTAACTTAACTTAATATGTCTATTTCCATAGCGTCATAAAGGGGGCTTCTGCCACTCTATAGGGAATCTTCCATTTCTTGCAGAAAGGAGAAGAACACATATAATTTTGGCAGGAGCACTGCTGCTGGTAAAAAAAAGCCGGAGCTCGGGGGCCCCAGCCCATAGTTGGGGCCCCCGACCGTAGCCGTAGCTTAAAGGACCGGAGGGTAGCCGGAGCCGTAGCCGTAGCTTAAAGGACCGGAGGGTAGCCGGAGCCGTAGCCGTAGCTTAAAGGACCGGAGGGTAGCCGGAGCCGTAGCCGTAGCCGTACCGGAGGGTAGCTGGAGCCGTACCGGACGGGTAGAGCCGTACCGGAGGGTAGCGGGGCGGAGCACCCGCCGGTTGCTCCGCCCCTTCGATGGTCAGGGGGTTGGGGGCCCCTGCCCATACTATGGGCTGGGGCTCGGGGGGCCCAGCCCATAGTATGGGCTCGGGGGCCCCAGCCCATAGTATGGGCTGGGGCCCCCCAACCCCCGAGCCATCGAACCCCCGGAGCCGTAGGGAACGAAGTGTAAGAGCCGGACCGGAGGGTAGCCGGAGCCGGAGGGAACGAAGTGGTAGAGGGAAGAGACCGCCGTAGGGGAGAGGGTAGGAGCCGTAGGGAAAGCCGTAGGGACCGGAGGTTTAGAGGGGAGCCGTAGGTAAACCGTAGCCGGACCGGAGCCGTACCGGAGCCGGACCGGACCGAACCGGAGGGTAGCCGGAGCCGGAGGGAACGAAGTGGTAGAGGGAAGGCCGGAGGGTAGAAGGCCGGAGCCGGAGGGACCGGAGGGAAAGAGGGAAGGAACCGGAGCCGTAGCCGTACCGGAGCCGTAGCCGTACCGGACCGGAGGGAAGGAGCCGAAGGGTAGCAGAGCGTAAGAGGCCGAAGGGTAGCAGAAAGAGAGAGCCGGAGCCGTACCGGACCGGACCGGAGGGTAGGAGAGGAGCCGAAGGGTAGCAGAGCTAGAGAGGACGAAGTGGTAGAGGGGAGGGGAGAGGAGGGAGGGAGCCGTAGGGTAGGCCGGACCGTAGCCGTAGCCGTAGCCGTACCGGACCGGACCGGAGGGACCGAAGGGTAGCAGAGCGTAAGAGGCCGAAGGGTAGCAGAAAGAGAGAGGCTCGGGGGGGCTCGGGGGCCCCAAGGCTGGGGTTGGGGGGCCCCTGCCCATACTTGGGGCAGGGGCCCCCGAGCCCCCGACCGAAGGGTAGCAGAGCGTAAGAGCCGGAGCCGTAGCCGTAGGGAACGAAGTGTAAGAGGGGAGGGAGGGAGGGGAGCCGTAGCCGGAGGGGCTGAGGGAAAAACAAGGAAGAGGGGAAGCGGAGCGAGAGAGCCGTAGGGTAGACTGGAATTATAAGGTAAAAATTCCTCTTTTAAAGGACCGGAGGGAAAGCCGGACCGGAGGGACTCGGGGGGCCCCAGCCCCAAGTATGGGCTGGGGCTCGGGGGCCCCAGCCTTCTGCCAAGTATGGGCTGGGGTCCCCTACGGCTCTCTCTTGGTTTTTCCCCTTAAAACTAAGTATAGTCTGACTATACTTAGTTTTAAGGGGAAAAACCAAGAACGGGCTTTTCCTTGGTTTTTCCCATTAAAATGAACTATAACTAAGTTATAGTTCATTTTAATGGGAAAAACCAAGGACGGGCCCCTGCCCCAAGTTGGGGCAGGGGCCCCCAACCCCAGCCCCAAGTATGGGCTGGGGGCCCCCCGACCGAAGGGTAGCAGAAAGAGAGAGGAAGAGAGCAGAGGACAGGCTTCTTCCTAATAAGAGCCGGACCGGACCGGAGGGAAGGAAGGGACCGTAGGGTAGCCGAAGGGTAAGAGGAGAGGGGCAGGAAAGAAGCAGCCACTGTTACTTAATTATAAGTACCGCCTTCTTCCGGCATGCTACTGTTACTTACTTATAAGTAATTTCCCTGCTCTTTCCTTTCAGTTCTGCAAAGAGCGTTTTCCTTCTGCTAAAAAATTTCTTTAATGACTCTGCTGTTCCACCGTCTTCTAAGGAATGCGCTGGGCTCGTAGCCCTTGAAGGCCCTAGAGGGGAAAACTTTCTTTTTTATTAAGCCTTCCGCAAAAAGATACAATAGGGGTAGCAGTTTCCTCTTCTGCTCATTTCTTTCTTTCTTTCTTTCTTTCTTTCTTTTAAGAGCAGGAAAACGCTGGACTTCTCCCATTTAAGAACACCCTTCGGTGCTATAACCGCAAGAACGGCGACGAGGGGAACCAGCGGTACACCCTTTCTCTTACTTACTTATAAGTAAGTAAGTTAGTAAGGATAAACATTTATAAGTAAGAAGATTATGAGACTCCTCTTCCTGCTTCTTGTAAGACAAGAGAAGACCATAAAAAGGCACAGGCCTTCCCTGTTCCTCTCTTTAAGAGAGTTTCTAGCCGCCCACTTCTAAGGAGAATTCTTAGACCGAAGGGAAAGAGAGAGAGGACTGTAGGGTAAGGAAGGAAGTAAGGACCGAAGGGTAAGAGAGAGCCGGAGGGTAAGTAGGGGTAAGGTCTGTCGGAAGGAAGGTCTGTCGTACCGAAGGGTAAGAGAGAGCCGGAGGGTACGTAGGGTAAGGTGTGTCGGACCGAAGGGTAAGAGAGAGCCGGAGGGTAAGTAGGGTAAAAGCCGGAGGGTAAAAGCCGGAGGGTAAGAGAAAGCCGGAGGGTAAGAGAAAGCCGGAGGGTAAGAGAAAGCCGGAGGGTAAAAGCCGGAGGGTAAGAGAAAGCCGGAGGGTAAGAGAAAGCCGGAGGGTAAGAGAAAGCCGGAGGGTAAAAGCCGGAGGGTAAGAGAAAGCCGGAGGGTAAGAGAGAGAGAGAGTAAGAGAGAGAGCCGAAGGGTAAGAGAGAGAGGAAGGAAGAGAGAGAGAAAGAGAGAGTAAGAGCCGAAAAGAAGATCAGAGAGCGGCCTTCTTTAAACGCAGAAGAACCCTTCTTATTTTTAGAACCCGGGCTGCTTGGTTGAACAAATAAATCTAAAAAAAGAAACAGAGTAGCCCTATTTAATAATGCTGTTCCATTTCCGGGTGTACAGTAAAATTTATGGCATTTCCCTTCTACCTATTAGACTAATAGGTAGAAGGGCACTAGTTAGTACCCTCCTTTTTCTCCTTTTTTATTTTTCTTTTCAATTTTTTCAAGAACTGCTGCATTTAGGTGACGTGTCCATAGGGTCGCTAACCCCGAGCAAAAAGACAACCCTTCTACTCTAATGAAGAATACATTATATTTTTTAATAAGTCGTAATGCTAATTTTAAAGAGAAGTTATTATTTTTACACCAGTCGTCTAGTTGTACTAGATCACCAGAGTTATAAGTTTTTGGGTTTGTCATAAGAATGAATGAATATATGGGTTCCCACTAGATTTTGAACGTTTTGTGTGCTAATTTTAGAATAGCATATTCTTTTAATTTTTACTAATAAAAAAACTTGTCTTTATTTTAAAGTAAAAGGTTTCCTTTCTTTAGCATTTAACAAAGAAATCTTATAGTTAGTTTTTTGTTTGGTGCTACCTTAAAGGCACTTTCTTTTCTTATAGGAACACCGTGTATTTTTCTTTTTTTCAAACCCTCTTATAAAGGAGGAGTAGGCCTTCACGTTATAAGTAAGTAAGAAGGTTCTGCTACAAGAACTCCCCCTCGACAGCAAGCTCCTTCGAACGCTTTGCAAGAAGAAACAAAGAGCAGTTCTTGCTATAGGGCCTTAAACATTACTTTAAAAGTCCTAATAAAAAAAAAAAATAAGAGGACTCTTCTGCTACGACCAAATAAACAAAGCGGTGTTCCACAGGGTTACCGCTTATTCTTGGGAAACAAAACTTATAAGCCGGTGTTCCACAGGGTGTAAGCAAGAACCGCTTCTTCGTGCTTGGGCAAATAAGAGTGAAAGAGAACATCTCTATGCTTCTTAAAGGAATAGCAATTCTGAAACCGGAAAAAGGTAAGAGCTTCTTACTTACTTATAGGAATAGCAGTTCTGAAACCGGAAAAAGGTAAGAGCTTCTTCGAAAAGGAAAAAGAACCGTAGGATTTTAGAGCAGGCTTCTTACTTAGCGAAGGGTACTGGCCCACTACCCTTCGGTTACTTAGCGAAGCGGACTGGCTTACTTACTTACTTACTTATAAGAGAGCCCCTCTTACTTATAAGATAGCAGGTTCTCCCCACCCATAGGCAGTTCTTGCCGTTTAGAGGAATCGAGACTCCATCTAAGAACTCCTTTAAAGGGAGAGTTTCTCTTTCTGATTTGTGTTCTTGCTTACAGCCTGTTCCTCTTTGTAGCCTTAATAAGAGCAGTATTCTTATTAGGGAAAGTTCCTAAAGGAAGGGTGTAAGCAAGAGGGTGTTCCTGCTTGGAAGGGAAACCTGCTGGGAAGGAACCACCGCTGCCCCCGTTCCGAGGGAACAGCTTTCTTCGAGGGAGATTACTCTTTGTAGCCTTAATAAGAGCAGGATTCTTATTAGAGAAACCTCCTTTCTTTGATGCACCCCTTTCAAGAACCCGGTTTCCATAAAGGGGGGGGAACCACCAGCGATTCCTGCTAACCCTTTGCTCTTTTAAGGAGTTTCTTCTCTTTTATAGCAAGAACCTTTTGCCTTTTTAAAAGAGCAGGATTCTTTCTTTTAAAGAAGAAGGGGGGAACCACTAGCGATTCTTAATAAGAATTGCTGCAGCCCTTTTTCCTTATATGTTTATAGGAGTAGGATTCTTAAGTAGGAAACCAGCAGGATTCTTATTAGGGAACTGCTCTTTCTTTAAAGGGAGAGTTCCTCTGATTTGTGTTCTTGCTTACAGCCTGTTCCTCTTTGTAAGAACAGGATTCTTATTAGCTTTCTTTGATGTAAGCGGTTGAAACACCATTTGCCTTTTCTTGCAGGATTCTTATTAGTTAGTTAGGGAAACCTCCTTTCTTTGGGAACAGCCTGTTCCTCTTTGATGTAAGCGGTTGAAACACCATTTGCGACCGGCTGCGGTTTCTGCTCTTTTCGCTGCCCCTTCGATGGCCACCCCCTCGCTGGCCCCTTGCTGGCCCCTCGCTGGCCCCTCGCTGAAGCAGCAGGGGCTCGATGGCCGCCCCTTCTGCGAAGCAGCCGGGGGTGGCCATCGAACCCTCCTTCGGCGGGTTCGATGGCCACCCCCGGCTGCTTCGCAGAAGGGGCGGCCATCGAGCCCCTGCTGCTGGGTTCGATGGCCACCCCCGGCTGCTTCAGCGAGGGGTCGGGGGCTCGGGGGCCCCTGCCCCAACTTGGGGCAGGGGCCCCCGAGCCCCCGAGCCATCGAAGGGGCTTTTCCTTGGGTTTTCCCATTAAAATGAACTATAACAAAGTTATAGTTCATTTTAATGGGAAAACCCAAACCGGACCGGAGGGAAGCCGGAGGGTCGAAGGAAGGGCCGCCCGCCCCGGGCCGGGGTGGCCTCCGAGCCCAAGCAGGCTTCTCCTATGTTTTCTCCACCCCTACCCTACGGCTCTCTCTATGTTTTTCGGCCCCTAGCCCCAAGTTGGGGCTTTCCTTGGTTTTTCCCCTTAAACCTAAGTATAGTCTGACTATACTTAGGTTTAAGGGGAAAAACCAAGAACGGGCTTGGGGGCCCCTGCCCCAAGTTGGGGCTAGGGGCCCCCGACCCCCAACCCTTAAACCTAAGTTTAGCTAGACCCCTTCGGTCTAAAATTTTAAGCCGGAGCCGGAGCCGGAGCTGTAGCCGGACCGGAGGGTAGCCGGACCGAACCGGACCGGACCGGAGGGTAGCCGGAGCCGTACCGGACCGGAGGGACTGAAGGGTAGCAGAGCGTAAGAGGCCGAAGGGTAGCAGAGCGTAAGAGGACGAAGTGATAGAGGGAACCGGACCGGACCGGAGGGACCGAAGGGTAGCAGAGCGTAAGAGGCCGAAGGGTAGCAGAGCGTAAGAGGACGAAGTGATAGAGGGAACCGGACCGGACCGGAGGGACCGAAGGGTAGCAGAGCGTAAGAGGCCGAAGGGTAGCAGAAAGAGAGAGGACGAAGTGGTAGAGGGAGCCGGAGCCGTAGGGAGCGAAGCGGTAGAGGTAACCGGACCGGAGCCGGACCGGAGGGTAGCCGGAGGGTAGAACTCCGGAGCCGGAGGGAACGAAGTGGTAGAGGGGAGGAGGGTAGGAGCCGTAGGGTAGACGAAGTGGTAGGGGGAGCCGGAGCCGTAGCCGTACCGGAGCCGTAGCCGTAGGTAGCGAAGCGTAAGAGCCGGACCGGAGGGAAGGAGAGGAGGGGAGAGGAGGAAGGAACCGGAGCCGTAGCCGTAGGGACTCGGGGGCCCCCGAGCCCCCGAGCCCCAGCCCAGAGTCTGGGCTGGGGTTGGGGGCCCCTGCCCCAACTTGGCAGAAGGCAGGGGTCGGGGGCCCCCAGCCCCAACTTGGGGCTGGGGGCCCCCGAGCCCGTCCTTGGTTTTCTCCCCTCTTACGCTTCGCTCCCTACGGCTCCGGCTTAAAACTAAGTATAGCTAGACCCCTTCGGTCTATACTTAGTTTTAAGCCGGAGCCGTAGGGAGCGAAGCGTAAGAGGGGAGAAAGGAAGAGCCCCCCGACCGAAGGGTAGCAGAGCGTAAGAGCCGGACCGGAGGGTAGCCGGAGCCGTACCGGAGGGAGCGAAGCTAGAGAGGACGAAGTGGTAGAGGGAAGGGAGAGGAGGGGAGCCGTAGCCGGAGGGGCGGAGCGAAGCGTTAGAGGCCGGAGCCGTAGGGACCGGACCGGAGGGAAGGAGAAGAGCCGGAGCCGTAGGGACCGAAGGGTAGCAGAGCGTAAGAGGGGAGGGAAAACATAGGAAGAGGGGCTCGATGGCCGCCCCCGGCCATCGAGGGGGAAGAGCCCAAGCAGCAGAAGACATTCAGTATTTTTACCATTATAAATAAATAAGTCCGCCGCGACGAAAACTAGAAGGAGGGGAAAGAGGGGTTCTTATCTTATTAAGAGTAGGCCGCGCGCCCCCGGAGCCGAAAAGGGAGCTTAAAGAAGGAGGCCTACTCGGCAGTTCTGAGGCTTTCCCCTCGTAGAAGCAGCCTCCTTCTTTCCTCTGCTTTCCCTCCGGTTTCCTATTTAAACGGATTCAAATCCGTTTAAATAGGAAAAACCTACAGAGAGGGCGTCCATCGATCCCGCCGGTGCTCTGAGGCTGCTTCGCAGAAGGGGCGGTCGGGGGCTCGGGGGCCCCCAGCCCCAAGTTGGGGCAGGGGCTCGTTGGCCGCCCCCGGCCAACGAGGGGGCCCCCAACCCCAGCCTTGGGGCTGGGGTCGGGGGCCCCTAGCCCCAACTTGGGGCAGGGGCCCCCAAGCCCGTCCTTGGTTTTTACCCTTAAAACTAAGTATAGCTAGACCCCTTCGGTCTATACTTAGTTTTAAGGGTAAAAACCAAGGAAGAGCCCTTCTCTCCTTCCCTTCGGTCCGGCTTGGTTTTTCCCATTATAAATAAGTTTAGCTAGACCCCTTCGGTCTAAACTTATTTATAATGGGAAAAACCAAGGGTTCGCTGGCCACCCCGGCCAGCGAGGGGAAAGGAGGAGGAGGCTGCTTCTACGAGGGGTCCTTTAAAAGGGAGAATTTTTACCATTATAAATAAGTTTAGTTAGACCTCAGGGGCTCGTTGGCCGCCCTTCTGCCTCGTAGAAGCAGTTCTTGCTCGTTGGCCGCCCTTCTGCCTCGTTGAAGCAGTTCTTGCTCGTTGGCCGCCCTTCTGCCTCGTAGAAGCAGTTCTTGCTCGTTGGCCGCCCTTCTGCCTCGTTGAAGCAGGGCGGCCAACGAGCAAGAACTGCTTCTACGAGGCAGAAGGGCGGCCAACGAGCAAGAACTGCTTCTACGAGGCAGAAGGGCGGCCAACGAGCAAGAACTGCTTCTACGAGGGGAAAGCGGAGGAGGGGCCATCGAAGGGGCTCTTCCTTTCTCCACCCCCTATATGGCCGCCCGCCGAAGGAGGCCATATAGGGGGTGGAGAAAGGAAGAGCCCCTTCGATGGCCCCTCGCTGAAGCAGGCTCGATGGCCGCTCGGGGGGCTCGGGGGCCCCCAGCCCCAAGTTGGGGCAGGGGCCCCCAACCCCAGCCCAGACTTGGCAGAAGGCTGGGGTTGGGGGCCCCTGCCCCAACTTGGGGCTGGGGGCCCCCGAGCCCCCGAGCCCCAGCCTTCTGCCAAGTCTGGGCTGGGGTTGGGGGCCCCTGCCCCAACTTGGGGCTGGGGGCCCCCGAGCCCCCGACCCCTTCTGCGGCCGGGGGTGGCCATCGAACCCAGCAGAAGGGGTGGCCATCGAACCCCCGGCTGCTTCTACGAGGGGTACGAAGGGATAATTTTTACTATTATAAATAAGTTTAGTTAGACTAAACTTATTTATAATAGTAAAAATCCCTCGCTTCGGCGTTTAAAGCAGCCTGGAATTATAAGGTAAAAATTCCGTCCCCTCGCTGCCCGGGGCTCTATGGCCGCTCGGGGGCCCCAGCCCCAAGTTGGGGCTGGGGCCCCCGAGCGGCCATCGAGCCCTTCTGCGGCCTCTCCTATGTTTTTCGGCCCCTAGCCCCAAGTTGGGGCTAGGGGCCCCCAACCATTAAAACTAAGTATAGTCAGACTAAACTTAGGTTTAAGGGTTGGGGGCCCCTAGCCCCAACTTGGGGCTAGGGGCCGAAAAACATAGGAAGAGGGGAAAGAAGAACCTTTAAGGATCCTTCCATATTTCCATATTTCAATATTTCCATATTTCTTATTAAGAGTGCTTTATCTATAATTATTTAGAATACTTAAGTAGATCTCCAGTTCTTCGCGTCTCTTATATAAGAAGAAGGATGCTATATCTGCAGGCATTTTCGAGAGAAGAAGGAAGCTATATCTGCAGGGCTTCTCTTGACCTCTTTGATAAGTGCAAGAACCCTTTCTTCTATAGCAAGAACCCTTTTGGCCCCTCCTTTACGCTAGAAAGAACTGCTTTCCATTTCTCTCCGCATTTAAGGAACACCCCTTCTTTTTTTCTTAAAGGAGCACCTTACTTACTTATAAGACCTTAAGCTGCCCTTTAAGAACCCCTCTTATCTTTTCTTTCTTTCGGAAGAGCATATTTTAAGGTGCTGCTTTAAGGTGTCTGGGTTCTTGCTCTTAAAAGAAAGAAAGAAGAAATCCTGCACCGCCTTTAAGGCGGTTCTTTTTACTTATTAAGAGTTCTTGCAGGCTATGCTGCTTCTTACTCTCTTACTTCATAAGAGAACGGGCTGCTCTTCTGCGATTCCTGCTCTATGCAGAACGCCCTATTTCTTGCTAACCCCTTTAAGAAGCATGTCTGGGCTCCTTCTTTCCCCTCTCTCCTTCCCTCCGGCTCGTAGAAGCAGGCTCGATGGCCTCCTTCGGGTTCGATGGCCACCCCCGGCCGCAGAAGGGGCGGCCATCGAGCCCCGGCCTCTCCTTGGGCTCGTAGGCCGCCCTTCTGCGGCCTACGAGGGGAAAGATCCTTTTAAATGAGCTATAACTTTGTTATAGTTCATTTAAAAGGATCTTTCCCCTCGTAGGCCGCAGAAGGGCGGCCTACGAGCCCAAGGAAGAGGGGCGGCCATCGAGCCTGCTTCTACGAGCCGGAGGGAAGGAGAGAGGGAAAGAGGGCGTCCTTCTAGAAGAGGAATAAGGGGCACGGCTCCTTAAATGCCTATTTAACTATAACTAAGTTAGAATTAGAACCCCGGGTGTTTCCCTCGCTCTTATCAACTTAAGAACTGCTACCGCTCTTATTAAGTTAAGAGCTCTTAAGTAAGAATAACTGCTACCGCTCTCGCCCCTCTTCCTATGTTTTCTCCCTCCCCTACGGTCCCTTCCTTCCCTCTACCCCTCCGGTCCCTCCGGCTCCGGCTACCCTCCGGTCCGGCTACGGCTCCGGCTTATAATTAACTATAACAAAGTTATAGTTAATTATAATGTGAAAAACATAGCCGGACCGGAGGGTAGCCTGAGCCGGAGGGACCGGAGGGGTAGAGGGAAGGGCCGGGGCTATATGGCCGCCCTTCTTCCAAGCAGGCCCTTCCCTCTACCCCTCCGGTCCCTCCGGCTCCGGCTATGTTTTCTCCACCCCTACCCTACGGCTCTCTCTATGTTTTATCCCCTCTTTCCCTCCGGTCCCTACGGCGCCGGCTTTAACCTAAGTTTAGACCGAAGGGGTCTAGCTAAACTTAGTTTTAAACCGAAGGGGCTCGATGGCCGCCCTTCTTCCGGGTTCGATGGCCACCCCGGCCATCGAGGGGCCATCGAGGGGGTGGAGAAAACATAGCCGGACCGGAGGGTAGCCGGAGCCGGAGGGACCGGAGGGGTAGAGGGAAGGAAGGGCCTCCTTCGGGTTCGATGGCCACCCCGGCCATATAGGGGCGGGCGGACATCGAGCCCCTTCGGTTTAAAACTAAGTTTAGCTAGACCCCTTCGGTCTAAACTTATTTTTAAGGGTTGGGGGCCCCTAGCCCCAACTTGGGGCTAGGGGCTCGTTGGCCGCCCCCGGCCAACGAGGGGGCCGAAAAACATAGGAAGAGGGGGGGGTGGCCATCGAACCCGAAGGAGCCCATCCTGCTATAAACCGCCATTTCTGCTACCGCATTTCTGCTACCGCTCTTCTGCTACCGCTCTTATAACTGCTATAAACCGCTCTTAGAACTGCTATAAACCGCTCTTATAACTGCTATAAACCGCTCTTATCAACTTAAGAACTGCTATAAACCGCTCTTATCAACTTAAGAAATGCTCCGCCCGCCCTCCTCAGCAGAAGAGGAGGAGAAAGAAAAAACAGCATTTCGGCTTTTAAAAATAAGGTTCCTCTCTTAAAGTAAGTAATTTAGTTATTTAGTTAGTTCGTTCCTCGCCCTCCTTAAGAGAAGAACTGCGGTTTCAGAAATAAGGGTTCTTCTTTCTCTTTCTTTCTTTATAACAAGAGGAAGGAACATGCTGTTCTTCTTCCCCCAAATAAGGGCTGTTCCTATGGTTTTCCATTCTTTTTTTCCTTATAACAAGAGGAAAAATAGGAAAACGCTGTTCTTCTCCCCCCAAATAAGGGTGTTCCTTCCAAAAGAAGAACTGCGGTTCCTATAAGCAGGATTTCTTATTAGGTTTAGAGCAGGAAAAGAAGGAAAACGCTGTCCTTATAGATACATATAAGGGTGTTCCTTCCAAAACCTGCGGTTCCTCGCTTCCCCGAACAAATAAGGGTGTTCCTTCCCCTCGTAGGCGGGCGGTAACGAACCCAAAAGAAGAACTTATTAAGAAATCCTTCAAAGGGAACAGGGAGGTTCTTCTGCCTTATAGCAAAATAGCAGGAACATTTAAAGTTCCACCAGCGTTTTCTTACTTACTTATAAGAAAAGAGGAAGAGAGAGAGGAAGCTGGGTTTAAGGCTCTTCTGCTTCTCCTTCGGGTTCGATGGCTCGGGGGGCCCCTGCCCCAACTATGGGCTGGGGCCCCCCGAGCCTCTCCTATGTTTTTCCCGTTAAAACTAAGTATAGACCGAAGGGGTCTAGCTATACTTAGTTTTAAGCCGGAGCTAGGAAGTTTTCCCCTTATAAATAAGTTTAGTCTGACTAAACTTATTTATAAGGGGAAAACTTCCTCGCCGGAGGGGTAGAGGAAAACCAAGGAAGAGCCCCGGTCGGGGGTTGGGGGCCCCAGCCTTGGGGCTGGGGCCCCCGAGCCCCAGCCCCAAGGCTGGGGTCGGGGGCCCCCAGCCCATACTTGGGGCTGGGGGCCCGTCCTTGGTTTTTCCCATTAAAATGAACTATAACTTAGTTATAGTTCATTTTAATGGGAAAAACCAAGGAAGAGCCCGTCCTTTCCTCTACCCCTCCGGCGAGGAAGTTTTCCCCTTATAAATAAGTTTAGTCAGACTAAACTTATTTATAAGGGGAAAACTTCCTCGCCGGAGGGGTAGAGGAAAACCAAGGAAGAGCCCTTCCTTCCCTCTACCACTTCGTTCCCTCCGGCTCCGGCTACCCTCCGGTCCGGCTATGTTTTTCCCTTTATAATTAATTATAACTTAGTTATAATTAATTATAAAGGGAAAAACATAGGAAGAGGGGCGAAACCAGCCGGACCCTTAGTCTCCCCTTAAAGAAGAAGGGCTCTTCGAAGAACTGCTGCAGCCGCGAGGGTTTCTGCCGGGGTCTTCCTTTTCTTCTTTCTTACTTAGGAGTGGCCGAGTCTACCATTTCTTCTCCTCTTAAGGAGGTCGATTTTAAGAAGATTCCTTAAAACTGCGGGCTTTTAGCTTAATAAGTCAGTCTCCCCCGAATAAAGAAAAGAAAGGAGACCAGTAACCCTATAGGGAGACTCTTCTTATAATAAGAAAATGAAAATACCAAATAAGGGGTGTTCCTGTTCCTTTCTTGCTTATAAACAGAAGGTACACTTAAAAGAAAGGGAAGCCTCCGTCTCTCTTTCTTATAAGAACTCGAGAAAGAAAGTATAAGTCTACCATTCTTACTTTCTTTTAAGTACGAACTCGAGAATTTGTTTTGCCCAAGCACCCCCCTCTTATTTGTTTGTTTGCCTGTACCCTTCGGTTTGTTTGTTAGGTCTTAATGCTCTGCCGGCCCTAATAAGAGAAGAACCCTTCGGTTTGTTCTTCCTCCCTTTGTTTGTTCTTCCTCCCTTTGTTTGTTAGTCTCCCTCTTTAAATGGATCCTTATAGAGGGACCCTTCCAGCAGGAACCAGATCCCTTTATAAGATTCCTTATAGTAAGAGACTCGATCCTTCTCTCTATAGCAAAAGAAATTACTCTAAGCAATTTCCTTCCACATATACGAGGTAGGTGTTCCTTCTTCTCTTTCTTCCGGGGGTTCTTGCTCTTATCAAAGAAAGGCTGTAAGCACCCAAACAAAATGGCCTCCGAAGGAGCCCCCCCCTTTTATTAGGGCTTAATGGCGGCCTTTCCCCTCTTCCTATGTTTTCCCTCCCCTCTTACGCTCTGCTACCCTTCGGTCCCTACGGCTCCGGCTCTTTCCCTCCGGTCGGGGGTTGGGGGCCCCAGCCCATACTATGGGCTGGCCCCCCCCCCCCGCGTCCTTACGGCTCCGGCCTCTAACGCTTCGCTCCGCCCCTCCGGCTACGGCCCTCTTACCCTTCGGCTCCTCTCCCTCCTACCCTCCGGCTCCGGTCCGGCTCTTACCCTTCGGTCCCTACGGCTCCGGTTCCTTCTACCCTCCGGCTTCCCTCCGGTCCGGCTACGGCTCCGGCTCCGGCTTTAAACTAAGTTTAGACCGAAGGGGTCTAGCTAAACTTAGTTTAAATGGGAAAAACATAGCCGGACCTTACCGAACCGGACCGGACCGGAGCCGGAGGGTAGGAGGGAGAGCCGGAGGGAAGAAGGCCGGAGGTTAGAAGGGAGAGCCGGAGCCGTAGCCGTAGGGAGCGAAGCGTAAGAGGGGAGGAAGGAAGGGCCGGTTCTTGCTATATGGCCGCCCTGTCCTTGTTTTTTGGCCCCTAGCCCCAAGTTGGGGCTTCCCCCTTAAACCTAAGTATAGACCGAAGGGGTCTAGCTATACTTAGGTTTAAGGGGGAAGCCCCAACTTGGGGCTAGGGGCCAAAAAACAAGGAAAGAAGGAGGCCAACGAGGGGGAAAAACATAGGAAGAGGGGAAGAGCCCCTTCGATGGCTCGGGGGCTCGGGGGCCCCCAGCCCCAAGTATGGGCAGGGGGGCCCCTAGCCCATACTTGGGGCTAGGGGCCCCCGAGCCCCCAACCCCAGCCCCAAGTATGGGCTGGGGCTCGGGGGCCCCAGCCCCAAGGCTGGGGCCCCCAACCCCGACCCCTCGCTGAAGCAGGCTCGATGGCCGCCCCTTCTGCGGCCATATAGGGGTGGCCACCGAACCCAGCAGAAGGGGCTCGATGGCCGCCCTGTCCTTGGTTTTCTCCACCCCTCCGGTTTAAAACTAAGTATAGCTAGACCCCTTCGGTCTATACTTAGGTTTAAGGGGGGCCCCTAGCCCCAACTTGGGGCTAGGGGGGCCCCTGCCCCAACTCTGGGCGGGGCCGCCTTCGGTCTAGGGGCCCCCGAGCCCCCGAGGAAAAAACAAGGAAAGAAGGAGGCCATCGAGGGGGTGGCCATCGAACCCCGAAGGAGGTTTTTCCCATTATAATTAACTATAACTAAGTTATAGTTAATTATAATGGGAAAAGGAGGGATAAACCTATTAGGGAAAGCGCCTTTAAAAGGGGTTTACCTGCTTGCAGAAAGAGCCCGATTTCCTCTTATAAATAAGTAATTTCGTATTATAATTTACTTATAGGTTAATTAGAATACGAAACTTAAAAAAGAACCTTTTTCTTATAATAATCTAGTATCTCTAGAAGTATAGTAAAATATTATAAGAAAAAGCCGGTTTCCGTACAGCTTACATTTTCCTATTATAAGTCTTACTTAAAGTATACTTAAAGTATGACTTAAAAGGTACCCCTCCTTTCAGCAGAATCCGGAGAAACTTAACTTATAAGTAATAACGGTGTTCCTACAGTGGCAAATGGACTAGAGACAACATATTCTGATTTCGTTATACTAGAAATTACAATTTAGTAAAAAAATACAGAATTATATATTAACTAAGTGATAAAAAAAAATGTTATTATATAGAATGAATTATATATCTTGCCTTCGTGATGGAATTGGTAGACATTCTGGTTTTAGGAACCAGTGCTAATAGCGTGCCGGTTCAAATCCGGCCGAAGGCAAAAAAGTTAAAAGCAGTGTATTTTTTATTCATTTATAGTTATTGCGTAGAAAACAAATGTAAACGTATATTTTTAATACTAAATCAAGAATAAAAATGTGTTGTTTATTTTGTTTAAAAATAATAATATTAAACAAATATAAATGTTTAATAGTAAGGCTAAAAGGGTGTTCCACCACAGGGTATTCCGGCTGCTTCTTTCCCCTCGCTGTAGCAGGCTCGATGGCCGCTCGGGGGCTCGGGGGCCCCCAGCCCCAAGTATGGGCAGGGGGGCCCCTAGCCCATACTTGGGGCTAGGGGCCCCCGAGCCCCCAACCCCAGCCCCAAGTATGGGCTGGGGTCCCCTACGGCTCTCTCTTGGTTTTCCTCTACCCCTCCGGTCCCTCCGGCTTAAAACTAAGTATAGACCGAAGGGGTCTAGCTATACTTAGTTTTAAGCCGGAGGGACCGGAGGGGTAGAGGAAAACCAAGAGAGAGCCGTAGGGGGCCCCAGCCTTGGGGCTGGGGTTGGGGGCTCGGGGGCCCCTAGCCCCAAGTATGGGCTAGGGGCCCCCCTGCCCATACTTGGGGCTGGGGGCCCCCGAGCCCCCGAGCCATCGAACCCTTGGTTTTTACCTTCCCCTCGTAGAAGCAAAGAGCAGGGGCTCTTCCCCTCTTCCTATGTTTTCCTCCCTCCTTTCCCTACGGCTACGGCTCCGGCTCTCCCTTCCCCTCTCTAGCTTCGCTCCCTCCGGCTCTTTCCCTCCGGTCGGGGGCTCGGGGGCCCCTAGCCCCAAGTTGGGGCAGGGGCCCCCAACCCCAGCCCATACTTGGGGCTGGGGTCGGGGGCCCCTAGCCCCAACTTGGGGCAGGGGCCCCCAAGCCCGTCCTTGGTTTTCTCCTACCCTCCGGCTTAAAACTAAGTATAGCTAGACCCCTTCGGTCTATACTTAGTTTTAAGCCGGAGGGTAGGAGAAAACCAAGGAATAGCCCCAGCTCGGGGGCCCCCAGCCCCAAGTATGGGCTGGGGCCCCCAACCCCTACTTGGGGCTGGGGCCCCCAACCCCTACTTGGGGCTGGGGCCCCCGAGTCCCTACGGCTACGGCTCCGGCCCCCTCCGGTTCGGTAAGGTCCGGCTATGTTTTCTCCACCCCCGGGCCCCTATATGGCCCCTCGCTGAAGCAGCCGGGGTGGCCATCGAACCCGGGGGTGGCTCGGGGGCCCCAGCCCCAAGTATGGGCTGGGGCCCCCGACCACCCCCTGGCCATCGAAGGGGCTATATGGCCGCCCTGTCCTTGTTTTTCTCCACCCCCTATATGGCCGGGTGGCGGCCATATAGCCCCTCCGGCTTAAACCTAAATATAGACCGAAGGGGTCTAGCTATACTTAGTTTTAAACCGGAGGGGCTATATGGCCGCCACCCGGCCATATAGGGGGTGGAGAAAAACAAGGAAAGAAGGAGGCCGGGGGCTATATGGCCGCCCTTCTTCCGGCCATCGAGGGGGTGGCCATCGAACCCGGAAGAAGGGCGGCCATATAGCCCCGGCTTCTTCTACGAGGGGAAAGCGGTGCTCTGGACCTTTCAGTCTCGTAGGCCGCCCTTCTGCGGTCGGGGGGGGGCCAGCCCATACTATGGGCTGGGGTTGGGGGCTCGGGGGCCCCAAGCCCCAAGTATGGGCTAGGGGCCCCCAACCCCTGCCCATACTTGGGGCTGGGGGCCCCCGAGCCCCCGAGCCCCAGCCCATACTATGGGCTGGGGCCCCCGAGCCTATCCTTGGGCTCGTAGGCCGCCCGCCGGAGGAGGCCGGGGGTGGTCGGGGGCTCGGGGGCCCCCAGCCCCAAGTTGGGGCAGGGGCCCCCAACCCCAGCCCATACTTGGCAGAAGGCTGGGGTTGGGGGCCCCTGCCCCAACTTGGGGCTGGGGGCCCCCGAGCCCCCGAGCCATCGAAGGAAGAGCCGGAGGGAAGGAGAGAGGGAACCGGAGGGTAAGAGGACTGGACTTATTTATAATGGGAAAAGGAACCTCACCGGTTCCCTACGGTGCTCTGGAACGAAGTGGTAGAGGCCGGAGGGGCTATATGGCCGCCCTTCTTCCAAGCAGGCCTCTCCTATGTTTTTCCCCTTAAAACTAAGTATAGTCAGACTATACTTAGGTTTAAGGGGAAAAACATAGGAAGAGGGGGGGGGGTAGAGGAAAACAAAGGAAAGAAGCAGCCACAGCTGTAAGAACCAAAGTTCCAAAAAAGAAAGACGCAGCCAGTTCTAATTAGGTTTTAAAAGTTCTTAAATGAAAAAGAAAACTTATAAATAGAATAATGTTTTTATATTAATATTTTAATATGCCAATAGGTGTACCACGTATTATTTATTGTTGGGGTGAAGAACTACCGGCACAATGGACAGATATATATAATTTTATTTTTCGTCGTCGCATGGTTTTTTTAATGCAATATTTAGATGATGAATTATGTAATCAAATATGCGGGCTTTTAATTAATATACATATGGAAGATCGTACTAAAGAACTTGAAAAAAAAGAAATTGAACGTAGTGGTGTTTTTAAACGTGGTCCTATTAAAAAAGATAATCAAAAAGGAAAAACTGAAACGTCTTTAAACAAAATGTCCCCAATTCGAAGGGGCTCGATAGCCGGTCCCGGACATCGAGGGGGAGAAGAAGGTGAAAATATGAAAGGAATCGTCAACGTAGGGGCTCTAGGGAAGGGCATAGAGGAAAACCGGGTAGAAACAACAAAAGGGTACGGACAAGCGAATAACAAAAAACGTAGAAATATGGAAGATTTATTAAATGCGGATGAAGATTTAGGCATTGAAGATATTGATACATTAGAACAATATACATTACAAAAAATAACAACAGATTGGTTAAACTGGAATGCACAATTTTTTGATTATTCCGATGAACCTTATTTATTTTATTTAGCTGAATTATTTAATAATGATTCCCCGAATTCTGCAAATTTTTCTACTAAAGAACCTAACGAAAACCAGAGCTTTTCCTACCATACTCTTGTTTCTAGGATGAAGCGCCGTCTTACACAACCGAAGGTCGCCGTGGACTGGTCCTTTCATTGGAGTCCGGCAGCGAAGCAGCCTTACGTCTCCGGCAGCCGCGCACCCTTACGTCTCGTACGCCGCCCTTCCATAGTAGGCTGGGCGGACAGAGACATAGAGAAGGCAGACTATGGAAGGGCGGGCAGAGACATAGAGAAGCCGGACTCTGGAAGGGCGTACGAGCCCAGAGAAGGAATGGATGCTATGCTGCCCCCGGACCGAAACAAAAAAGTGCATTGGGCTGCTATGCAGAGGAGGGAACAAGGAAGGAGTGCGTTACGAGATTTAAAAAGAAAATATACCTATACGCGAAAAATAAACGGCCCTAGTAATGTATATGCACCATTTATAACACATGCAAATTATTTAGCAGGCGATTATAATTTGAAAAAATTTGTAAATTTACATCATAATAAACAAACACTAAATGCATTTGTTAACAAAACGCATTCTTTTTTTACAGAAAACAGTATAGCAAATAATACACCAAAGGAAACACCCTTTTTTTTAAAACAAAAGCCTAAAAATGTCCAATTAAGTAAAGAAAAACTTTTAAATATGTGTTATGATTATCAAAAGAAGATGTCAGTGTTCCCAAAAAATAGTATACAAAGTAAAGAAGGGGCTCGTACGCCTTCCCAAGAGAAGGCCTACTCGGGAAAACGGGCGGCATCTATGGGAGACACCCTAAAAGAACAATTCATTTTTAGAATATTATCTGTTTTATCAAGTGCTCCTATATGTAGGGTTAGATGCCAGATGCCAAAGGCATCTGGCATCTTCGCTGCTTCCTATTTTAAGAAACTTCCGAAGGCTACTAGAAGGAGCAACAAGCCCCCTAAGAGTAATAGTTTACCTAAAAAAAGAAGATTGTCTAATATTAACAATAAATATAGAAACAAAAAAATCGATATTAGTTTTTCATTTCTAACAGTACCTAAAACACAAACTATTTTGGGCTTATTAAGTCAACGAAAATTACGACGTGATTATAATTTAGAATCTCATTTTGTTATACCACCAACAGGTATAGATCCGACACACAATAAGGCAAATTTATTTAAAAATGTGTTATCAAATATGGATACTCTTAATATTAATAAACCATACACTCGTTCTACTAGAAGTAGCTTTAATCAAACATCTTATTTAGAAGCAAATAATGCAACTACTAACTTTAGAAGTTATTACCGTAAGCAAACGGAACGTACTTTTATGGAAGAAGAATCGAAAAAAGTTTTTGTAATAATTAATTCATTCGGTGGTTCTGTAGGAAATGGCGTAACTGTACATGACGCTTTGCAATTTATTAAAGCAGGCTCTTTAACGTTAGGTTTAGGGGTCGCCGCTTCTGCTGCATCTCTAGTTTTAGCTGGAGGTACAATAGGAGAACGTTATGTCACGGAAGGGTGTCACACCATGACCCATCAGCCGGAATCTTCAATACAAGGGCAAGCCTCCGATATTTGGATTGACAGTCAAGAAATTATGAAAATTCGTTTAGATGTTGCGGAAATCTATTCATTATCAACATATAGACCAAGACATAAAATATTACGAGATTTAGATCGTGACTTTTATTTAACAGCTACCGAAACTATTCATTATGGTTTAGCGGATGAAATAGCAACGAACGAAGTTATGCATGAAATAATTGAAATGACAAGTAAAGTTTGGGATTATCATGATAGTAAACAGCAACGTTTACTTGAAAGTAGAGAAAGTGCCACTTCAGGACTTGAAACACAACCACAGGTTTAACTACCCTTCTGCTCTTACCAACCTTTTTCTGCTCTCTCGAAACCGAAGCTGCTCCGATCCCTCTACCACTTCGTTCCGCCCCTCCGGCTCCGGTTCGGTTTCCCATTATAATTAACTATAACTAAGTTATAGTTAATTATAATGGGAAACCGAACCGGAGCCGGAGGGGCGGAACGAAGTGGTAGAGGGATCGGAGCAGCAGTCCTGCTTCCTTGTAGAAGAAGCCTGTCCCCTCTTCCTATGTTTTCTCCCTCCCCTCTTACGCTTCGCTCCCTACGGCTCCGGCTCCGGCTTAAACCTAAGTTTAGCTAGACCCCTTCGGTCTAAACTTAGTTTTAAGCCGGAGCCGGAGCCGTAGGGAGCGAAGCGTAAGAGGGGAGGGAGAAAACATAGGAGAGGCTCGGGGGCCCCAGCCTTTTGCCAAGTATGGGCTGGGGCCCCCGACCGGTTCTTGCTCTTCCTTGTTTTTTCTCGGGGGCCCCTAGCCCCAAGTTGGGGCTAGGGGCCCCCTTAAACCTAAGTTTAGACCGAAGGGGTCTAGCTATACTTAGTTTTAAGGGGGCCCCTAGCCCCAACTTGGGGCTAGGGGCCCCCGAGAAAAAACAAGGAGAGGCTCGGGGTTGGGGGCCCCAGCCCATACTTGGGGCTGGGGTCGGGGGCCCCTAGCCCCAACTTGGGGCAGGGGCCCCCAAGCCCGTTCTTGTTTTTTCCCGTTAAAACTAAGTATAGCTAGACCCCTTCGGTCTAAACTTAGTTTTAAGCCGGAGGGACCGGAGGGGTAGAGGAAAACCAAGAGAGAGCCGTAGGGGACCCCAGCCCATACTTGTGGCTGGGGCCCCCGAGCCCCAGCCCCAAGTATGGGCCCCCGACCACCCCCGGGCCTCTCCTTGTTTTTTCTCGGGGGCCCCTAGCCCCAAGTTGGGGCTAGGGGCCCCATTAAAACTAAGTATAGCTAGACCCCTTCGGTCTAAACTTAGTTTTAATGGGGCCCCTAGCCCCAACTTGGGGCTAGGGGCCCCCGAGAAAAAACAAGGACAGGGCGGCTATCGAGCCCCGGCCCTTCCTTCCCTCTTTCCCTCCGGTCCCTACGGCTCCGGCCTTCTACCCTCCGGCTACCCTCCGGTTCGGTCCGGCTATGTTTTCCTCCTACCCTCCGGCTCCCTCCTACCCTACGGCTCCGGCTCTTACACTTCGTTCCCTACGGCTCCGGTCGGGGGCCCCAGCCTTGGGGCTGGGGCCCCCGAGCTCCGGCTTAAAACTAAGTTTAGACCGAAGGGGTCTAGCTAAACTTAGGTTTAAGCCGGAGCCGGAGCCGTAGGGAGCGAAGCGTAAGAGGGGAGGGAGAAAACATAGGAAGAGGGGAAAGCCAGCAGGTTCTTCTGCCAGAAGGGCACCCATTTTACTGCTTTTCCGTTTAACGTCAATTTCCGTATCGTATATGTAGAAGCACCGTTACTAGGGCTTTTCTTTTACTTATTTTATTTTTATTGAAAGTAATTAAAGTTCTTCTTTAAGGCGCCTTTTACGTGTTTAGGTTTATTTAACAAGAACACTTAATAACAGCTTCCATTTATTGCTTTAATTACTAACATTTTGTTTATGCAACTATAGGTATTCTATACTATAGAAGAACAGCTGTTCTTCTTTTGTTTATAAGTTTATAAAGAACAAATTAATAGGGAAAGGTATTCTATACCCTTCCCTATTAATTTGTTCTTTATAAACTTATAAACTTATAATTAAACTAATATATATATCGTTTTTCTTACTATGGGTTCTTCTGCATAATCTTTAAGGACATCCAAGTACCGCTCTTAAAAGCGGTGCTCGCCCCACTGAAAGGGTCGAGTCTCTTCCCCTCGATGGCCCCTCGATGGCCGGGGTGGTCGGGGGGCCCCCAGCCTTGGGGCTGGGGGCCCCCCGAGCCCCAGCCTTGGGGCTGGGGCTCGGGGGGGCCCCAGCCCCAAGGCTGGGGCCCCCCCGAGCCATCGAACCCGAAGGAGGCCTCTCCTATGTTTCCTCCACCCCTTCGGTTTAAAACTAAGTTTAGCTAGACCCCTTCGGTCTAAACTTAGGTTTAAGGGGCTCGTTGGCCGCCCCTTCTGCGGCCCCTCGTTGGCCGGGGTGGCCTGCGAACCCAACGAGGGGGAAAAACATAGGAAGAGGGGGCTCGATGGCCGCCACTTGGTTTTTCCCCTTAAACCTAAGTATAGACCGAAGGGGTCTAGCTATACTTAGTTTTAAGGGGAAAAACCAAGGAAAGAAGGAGGCCGGGGGTGGTCGGGGGGGCCCCAGCCTTGGGGCTGGGGCCCCCCCGACCACCCTTGTTTTTTCCCATTATAATTAACTATAACTTAGTTATAGTTAATTATACTGGGAAAAACCTAGCAGAAGAAAAGCCTGTCTGCTGCTTGGTGTTTCTTTCCCATTATAAATAATTATATTTAAATATAATTATTTTGGGGCTCGATGGCCGCTCGGGGGCTCGGGGGCCCCCAGCCCATAGTTGGGGCAGGGGCCCCCAACCCCAGCCCCAAGGCTGGGGCTCGGGGGCCCCCAGCCCATAGTATGGGCTGGGGGCCCCCAACCCCCGACCCTGTCCTTGTTTTTCCTCCCTCCCCTCTTACGCTCTGCTACCCTTCGGTCCCTACGGCTACGGCTCCGGCTCTCTCTTTCTGCTACCCTTCGGTCCCTACGGTCGGGGGCCCCAGCCTTGGGGCTGGGGTTGGGGGCCCCTGCCCATACTATGGGCTGGGGGCCCCCGAGCCCCCGAGCTCCGGCTTAAACCTAAGTATAGACCGAAGGGGTCTAGCTATACTTAGTTTTAAACCGGAGGGGCTATATGGCCGCCACCCGGCCATATAGGGGGTGGAGAAAAACAAGGAAAGAAGGAGGCCGCCTTCGGCGGGCTCTTCCTTTTCCCATTATAAATAAGTTTAGACCGAAGGGGTCTAGCTAAACTTATTTATAATGGGAAAAACATAGCCGGACCTTACCGAACCGGACCGGACCGGAGGGTAGGAGAGGAGAGCCGGAGCCGTAGGGACTCGGGGGCCCCCAGCCTTGGGGCTGGGGCCCCCGAGCCTACGAGGGGAGAGGACCTAGGCCGGAGGGGCGGAACGAAGTGGTAGAGGGGAAGGAAGGGACGCCCCTCTTCCTATGGTTTTCCCCTTATAATTAACTATAACAAAGTTATAGTTAATTATAAGGGGAAAACCATAGGAAGAGGGGCGGGCGGCCATCGAGCCCGCCGAAGGAGGCCTCCTTCTTTCCTTGGTTTTTCCCCTTAAACCTAAGTATAGCTAGACCCCTTCGGTCTATACTTAGGTTTAAGGGGAAAAACCAAGGACAGGGTCGGGGGCTCGGGGGCCCCCAGCCCCAAGTTGGGGCAGGGGCCCCCAACCCCAGCCCATACTATGGGCTGGGGTTGGGGGCCCCTGCCCCAACTTGGGGCTGGGGGCCCCCGAGCCCCCGAGCCCCAGCCCAAACTATGGGCTGGGGTTGGGGGCCCCTGCCCCAAGGCTGGGGGCCCCCGAGCCCCCGAGCGGCCATCGAGCCTGCTTCTACGAGGGGACAGGCTTCTTCTACGAGGGGCAGAACTGCTGTTCTTCCTAATAGGTGTTTCTTTCCCTTCCTTGGTGTTTCTTTCCCATTATAAATAAGTTTAGTTAGACTAAACTTATTTATAATGGGAAAGAAACACCAAGGAAGGGAAAGAAACACCAAGGAAGGGAAAGAAACACCAAGGAAAGAAGGGCGGTCGGGGGACCCAGCCCATACTTGGGGCTGGGGCTCGGGGGCCCCAGCCCCAAGTATGGGCTGGGGCCCCCAACCCCCGAGCCTTTCTTCTGCTAGGTGTTTCTTTCCCATTATAATTAACTATAACTTAGTTATAGTTAATTATAATGGGAAAGAAACACCTATTAGGGAAGAGCCCGATGCTTGGAGGTTTTGATTATAGTTGAACTAATTTATGTGCCGTAAGGCACATAATAATACCACGAACGCGATTTTATTCGTATCTTTTTAAGAGAAAAAGAAGGACTGGTTACCACATTTTCTATATTGTCCACTACTATTATAAGTATAACCAATCCAACTTCTTATAAGTAAGTAGCAGTTCTTGCAAGAAGAAGCGTACGAGAGAGTACCCTTCGGTACAAAAACTTCTATCCATTTAAATAATATAAGTGAAGCTTCTTATTTATTTCTTAGTAAGAAAGGGATCAGCCTCTTATAAGTAAGTAAGAGTCCTACTAAAATAAATAAGAGTTTTACACATGGAACTAAAAGCCCTTCTGCCTTTTCTATCAAAAACTTGTAGAAGAACAGAAGGGGACTCTTATCTTATTTATAGAGGCTCACTAAAAGAAATAAATCCAGACTTATACTTTTTAGACCAATATACCAACATACCAACATACATACATACCAACATACCAACATACATACATACCAACATACCAACCTACCAACATACCAACATACATACATACCAACATACCAACCTACCAACCTACCAACATACCAACATACCAACATACCAACATACCAACATACATACCAACATACCAACATACCAACATACATACCAACCAATAAGAATATTTAAAGGGGAAGGCAGACATATTTTTTTATTTATTATTTTCTTTAAAGAGGAAGGACACCTAGTTAAGTTAAAAGTTAATTTTGCATTCTTGTTATAAGAAACAATTCCTGCTAATAGGTATACATACTAACTAAATAAGGGAGGTGTTCTTGCTTGTAAGAACTGCATTATCCTGTTTCCATTTCTGATGAGATCCTCGGACTTATATATATATTTTTTTTTTTCGTTTTATAGCAAGGTTTTAACAAAAAAGCGGTTTCTTCATACCCGAAAGAAACCTCCTTTAAAGCATCGGCAACAATATATGTAGGAATGCCTGTAAATCTTAATAAGAATTTAAAGTTGTTACAGGCTCCAAGTAAAACGAGCATGAAAGGAATTCCTTTCATGCTCGTTGTGCTGAAGTCCTATTTCTTTTCCCTGCCGGCAACGGGTGTAGATGCTGGTGGCGGCTCTTCTTCTGCTGCAGCACCCGGTGTTTTTCCTCTTGTTCCTCCTGTAGCTGCTGTGGGAAGGGCGGCTCTTCTTCTGCTGCAGCATGTGTTTCCTGTTGTTCCTCCTCTAGCTGCTGTGGGAAAGGCGGCTCTTCTTCTGCCTTACGAGCGGGGGTGGTGGACCTATTAAGAGATAGGCAGCGCGGAGCTTAGGAAGATCTTTAAGGTAGCCTTTTACACCACTCTAAATGGTGGATTTGCCAGCAGTGAAAATAGGTTGGTCGGGGGGGCCCCCAGCCCATACTTGGGGCTGGGGGCCCGTCCTTGGTTTTTCCCCTTAAAACTAAGTATAGTCAGACTATACTTAGTTTTAAGGGGAAAAACCAAGGAAGAGCCCCAGCCCATACTTGGGGCTGGGGCTCTTCCTTGGTTTTTCCCCTTAAAACTAAGTATAGTCTGACTATACTTAGTTTTAAGGGGAAAAACCAAGGACGGGCCCCCAGCCCCAAGTATGGGCTGGGGGCCCCCCCGAGCCTCTAACCTAGTGGGAAATGCTCTCCACCTTATACCCGCAGGCTGGGGGCTTAAAGAATTATTTGCTTCCTTCTAAGACTTTTAATACTTTAAGAACTTTAGTTGAAACACTGAAGATCTCACAGGAGGTACAGGAGTTTAATAGAGTCTGTGCCGTCCCTTCTGCCACGAAACTAGGTACTTACGGGAAGCCCCATATTCTCTATAGGACTATGTGCTTAGATAGGCAGAGGGAATATGTCTACGAAGGAGGGCATAGGGGCATCTCGCGAGTTGTCCAGTCTTTCGAGGTTCTGCTTCTTACAGAAGTGGTGGAAAGAGCGATACTAGCTGAAGGGCTACCTATCTATTTGGACCATGACGGGACTCTTCTTTGCTTTAAGGGTAAGACCCGTTGAGAAGGCGGCAGAAATACAAGCGGGGGTCTCTCCTTATTCACACTTCCTTCTGGGCAGAGAATCTAGAAGTTAAGACTGCTTTCTACGGTGGGGAGGTTGTAGGCAAATAATTCTTATGTGCTAATTAGTTCTTAGATTTACCTAGAAGCTTTTAGTTTTTCCTTTTTAGCTTATCTACCTTAAACTTCTTTTCGGTCCGAAATTTTGGGACCACTCATTTTAGTTATGGGGACACTTGATAAGGCAGCCCAGAAAGTTTAGAACCGGTCCGAAACTCTGGGACTCGGGGGTCCCCAGCCCCAACTTGGGGCTGGGGGCCCCCGAGCCCCAGCCCCAAGTTGGGGCTGGGGCTCGGGGGCCCCAGCCCCAAGTTGGGGCTGGGGCCCCCCCGACCGCACGGGACCAGAAGAAGAAACAGGCGATCTTTCAGCATCTTTTGGTCCCGGATTTTGGTAGTTTTATTAAAGTTTTCTGAGGGAACAGCTTCTCTTCCACTATTAAGTTTCTCGTAGAGAATTCTAATTGTAGCGACTAGAAATCCTGAAGGAGTGGTCCTGAAATTTAGGACCACTCATTCTCGTTCCCGGAAGCCTTGATCATGCAGCTTGCCGAAAGCAGGAGCGGTCCGAAAAGCTGGGACCGCCCGGGACCAGAAGAGAAAACAGGCGATCTTTCAGCAGGTTTTGGTCCCGGAAATTGGGGTTTTGAAAAGGTTTTTTGATAGATTTATGAGTGAGATAGTTATTTGGGAATTGGAATTAGACTTATATAATATAATTCTAAGTATTATATAAGTCTAATTCCAATTCCCAAATAAATCTCTCACACCTAAATTCCCTGAGAGCCTCCCCCTCTCCTCTAAACCGTCAGGCGCATCTCCTTACCTTATAAGTGCGCCCTCCTTATCTGTCCCATCACGACCAGCTATATTTTGACCGGAGGAGGGCTTACGAATGTCAAAGACGGCAAACCTCTAATCTTGCCGGTCGGGGGTTCGATGGCCACCCCCTGGCCATCGAACCCCCGAGCGGTTGGCTCCTCCGGAAGCCCTCCTAAGGTTGTCCCTAGAGGTAGGAACCCCTACGTTTAAGAAGGAGCCCCCCCCTCCGGACAGACTCTAGGAGTACAGCCTCTAGGGGTGCCCTTAAAGGAGACCGACGTGCAGCCTCTAGGTTTCGCCTCCGGCCAGCTAGAGGGTGCCCCCCGGACGGTCTCCGAGTACGTCCCTCCGTGCAACCTCTAGACGTACAGCCTAGAGTAGGGCTTCCTAAGGAGCCCTCCCGGGCAGCTATGTTTGTACCGGGAGTCTTTCCGAAGGAGCCCTCCCGGACAGCTATGTTTGTCACGGGAGGGCTACTTCTGAATCACTCCCGGACAGCTAGGTTTGTATCGGGACAGCTATGTTTGTCACGGGAGGGCTCCTTCGGAATCCCTCCCGGACAGCTATGTTTGTCACGGGAGGGCTCCTTCGGAGCGGAGGGTTTCCGCCTTCGGAAACCCTCACTGACAGATCTAGTTTGCCCTGCCAGCTCTATTTGTCCCGGAGGGCTCCCGAGGGGGTCTACTTCGTAAGCCCTACCGGTCAACTAGAGTTTCTCCCGGTATACTAGCGGTTATGCCGGGAGGGCTCCTTCGTAGTCCCTACAGGTAGTCTAGAGGTTGGACCGGGAGGGCTCCTTATGAGCCGTCCGGTAAACTCTGTTTTGCCGGCCGTAGCCGGCCGGTAAACTCGGTTCTGCCGGAGGGCTCCTTCGGAAGCCCTAAGGAGCCGGTCGGGGCGGAGCACCCGGCGGGTGCTCCGCCCCGACCGGCTCCTTAGGGCTTCCGAAGGAGCCCCCCGGCAGAACCGAGTTTACCGCTCGGGGGTTCGATGGCCAGGGGGTGGCCATCGAACCCCCGACCGGCAGAACCGGGTTTCCCGGCCGGCTCCGGCAGAACCGAGGTTAACGGCCGGTTCCCGCAGAACCGAGTTTCCCGGCCGGCTCCTTCGGAAGCCCTCCCGACACAACCTCTAGTATACCTGGAGGGCTTACGAAGGAGCCCTCCCGGCATAACAGCCAAGTTAACCGGCCGGCTCCTTCGGAAGCTGTCCAGGTATACTAGAGGTAAAGCCTCTAGCTGACCGGAGTGAGCCTTCGTAAGCCCGTACAGCTAGAGGTCGTACGTAAATTAGGAATTAGTGAAGCAAGCATTAATTAATAAGTACTTAATTAATGACTGATTGCTTCACTAATTCCTAAAACTATTTTTACACTCCAAATCCGGGACCAAAAGAAGCCAGTAGATCGTGTGTTTTTAGTCCAGGTCCCGAGTGGTCCCGTAAGGCGGGACCGTTTACTGCTCCCTTAGGCTAAAGGATCAAGACAGAGTTAGGGACTAGTTTTTGGTCCAGAAAGTTGGCGGAAGACCGTTCATAACTTTAGAAGAGCCCTGTTTCTTATCTATTTATCCTATTTCTCTTGGTCCCAAAGATTCTATATCCTCCTCAAGATATCCTGTCTATAATTTAGAGAGGATACCTTGAGGAGGATATAGAATCTTCCTCAAGATATCCTGTCTCTAATGTAGAGAGAAAGCCGCCACCTTGTTTCTCTTGAAGCCTCACGGGGAAACAAGGTGGCGGGGCTTCAAGAGGAACTCTGGGGAAAGCCTCACATTAGGAAACTCTGTCGCCGAAGGAGAGGCTCTACTTCCTGGTTCTTTCACGAGTCACCCGCTGTAAAGATCACCTTTTAACCCTCCAAAAAGCTTCACTATTATTAAGGGTGTCTCCACACTCTTCGCTATCCAGTGGTCCCTCTAACCCCATGTAAATATGTCCCTTACCACTAAACACCTTTGTCAAACTCAAGATTTCTACTGCAATAACGCCTTTCTAACGAAAAAATCTTTAAGACCCCCTCAAATCTGGGACCAAAAACACCGCCCTTATCGAGTAGAAACCTCTCTGGTCCCGAGTGGTCCTAGAACTAGGGACCGTTTTACTAAACCTTAACCGCAGCTAACCCGTCAGTCAATCAGAAAATTTCCTGGTCCTAAAAGCTGGCGGAAGACCGGAATAAATATAGTTAGCGTAATAAATTCTTATATAAGTCATGTCTTGGTCTTCCGCCAAAAAACCGGACCACTAAGGACTTGACTTCTCTGACGGGTTCTCTTCGGTTAAGGTTCACCCTTTTGGTCCCAACTTTAGGGACCGCTCGGGACCAGATCCTTTTCCGCACGCTATTGCAGGTCAATCTGGTCCTTCTGCGAAATCTGAGTAAAAATAATGTTTTTTTCAGAACATTAGAAGTACTTAGAGATAATTAAATTAATTACTCAACATCAATCTACCCGTATGAAGATCAAAAGGGCTTAGTCCATAGGTCCCTTCTGCGATAGATAAAAGTCTCTGTCAAACCATTAAATATATAAGTCTTAATAACCCTCGGAGGTAAAGAATAACCATGATAAAAACTTACTTAAACTTCCTTTTAGAATTTCCTTTTATTATTCACTTAGAAAAACCATGGCTACTCCCATGTTCTAATTCCCATAAAAATAGAGTCTGTTCCTCTAATAGGAACAGCTCCCTTAGGTAGCAGAATAGCGGTAAGCCCTATAAAACTCGAAGGTCTGAACAAAAAAACGCTTTCATGGAGACCTAAAACGCTCAATAGCCCTTCCTTTCAGGCATGCCTTCATTTAGTACGTCCTCTACAAATAAAAAGGCAGCCCTTCTGCAAAAGAGGATCGTTATATCCCCCTATAGGAGGGTTAGACTCGGTGGAAAGCCGCTGTTTGCAAAGCCTTTTAGCAATAGCCTGTCTTCTCCAAAGAAGCAAAGCCCTTCTTTCGTCCCCAACAAAAGGTGCGTCTTTAATTACAAGCAGTACCTTCCTACGCCCTAGCGCAGTAAGTATAGCCCCACGGCTTCACAAAGAGACGCCTCCTGCTCTTTGTTTAAAGAATAGCAAGGGCTCTTTTGGGGCAAGTAATAGCAATATAGCTTGGCGTAGAAAGAAATTGTTAGATAAAGCCTCTAAACATCTCGAAGGCAGTTTTACTGTTCCAAGACATAGCTTTACCATCCACAGTCCTTTAAGAGGCCCAGTAACTGCTCTAATAAGTGGCCCTCCCCTACCCTACGGCTCTCTCTTAGGTAAGTTTTTCCCTTTAAACCTAAGTATAGACCGAAGGGGTCTAGCTATACTTAGTTTTAAACCGGAGGGGCTATATGGCCGCTCGGGGGCCCCTAGCCCCAAGTTGGGGCTTTCCTTGGTTTTTGGCCCCTAGCCCCAAGTTGGGGCTAGGGGCCCCCAACCCCTTAAACCTAAGTATAGTCAGACTATACTTAGGTTTAAGGGGTTGGGGGCCCCTAGCCCCAACTTGGGGCTAGGGGCCAAAAACCAAGGACGGGCCCCCTTCTGCGGCCATCGAGGGGGTGGAGAAAACATAGCCGGAGGGAAGAAGGGCGGGGGGGGGAGGCGGCCATCGAGCCCCTATCCCCAAAAGCTAGTCCAGTAAAGATCTACAGCCCTCCCGTAGATATTCTCGGGATTAAACGCCCCCGCCCTAGAGGCAGCACTTTCTGCCAAGCTTCTAAAGAGGGTCCATAACAAAGAAAAATACAGCCCTCTAGAAAGGCTTAAGAGGTTACGTGAAAGTTTAAAACCAACAATTTACCGAGCCCTTCACCCCGTCACCCCACATTTGCAATCTTTTATCGTAAGAAAAAAGAAGACCCTAGTCCGGAATCTTCGCCAGATCCATCAATACCAGGGGAGGGTGCTCCTGAGAGTGATTACTTAAAGGGTTCTACAAAAAAGGGAAATAAGCCTATAGGTAGACCTAAATACGAAAAGTTCGAAGGAGAGCCCTAAGCCTAAGTCTAGTACTCCCGAGGTTGAGGCTGACCTCAATGAAATCAGCGCAGTTAGCGGGGTTGCCGGGCAAGTAGATTCACATCCCCCTGCCATCGAGAGGGCTAAACCTAGAGCTGACCCTAGGAAGCTAATCCTAGCGCTGTCAGCCAAGGAGCTGAGTCGAAGATTTCTGGCAGCCCAGCGGATGAAAGGCTGCTACCAGCCCAGAGGCCAGATAACTGCTGAAATACAAGGACCATATTGGTAATGAAAGCCAAGGGGATGAACCTATGGATGTTGAAAGGGGCTGACCCTAGAACTGCTGTCGAAACAGCTCCTGCAATTCAAGATGCTGAACAACTAGCTGCTGTCAGCCAAATGAGATAATACAAGGTGCTGGAGAGACGTCTGCTGAAAGCGGCAAGCCTGCAAGCATACGATCTCCTGTACCTCCCAGTAAAAGAGTGTAGCAAAAAAGAATTAGCCTTAGTAAAAGAAGTGCTTACGGTCTGAGTCAGGTTGAAGCCCTTCTTAAAGCCTTCAAAAAATCAGAAGAAGAAAAGAAAACACGAAGTACTTAAAAGAAAAACACTGTTAAAGATGGCCCCTAGATTACTCCCTAGTTTAGATCATCTAGAAATAGTAAAGACTCAATTAAAGAGTTCAGGGGAAGAAAGTCAGGAAGATGAAAGCTCTGACGAGCTTGATGGGGACTACTAATACGAAGACGACGAAGGGGAAGCATCAGAGGTCATAGATGTAGAGGGTGCAATAATTACAGGTTTAGAGGGTTCTTTAGAGAGAAGAGAGGCTGGGCTAGTAAAATCTGGGGGACCCGCCGCTTCTCAGAATGTACCCCTAATGCCTTGCAGGGTAATTTAAAATTCTCAGACCTCATAAAGGGGTCTAAAGCATTAATGAAAGGTAAGACCGTGATGGAGAGGCTGTTTGGGAAAGAACAGCCTAACTACGAAAACACGTTCTGAATGGGAAAATATTGTATGGAGCAATTAGCTGTACATAATGAACCCATCTTTAGCTCAGTACCTGAAGAAGAAAGTGTAAAATAGAGAAGCCCTGGCACGTAGGTAAAGCCGTTTCACTATACTTGCCCCCTGGTAAAACAAGAAATAGTATTGGTCTAGCCTCTTATTACTCAAGGACTAGGTACGAAGCCTACCTTAACGTGTTTCTAGAAGGCGCTAAAAAGAAATGGTCAAAGGAGGAATCAGCGCAAGTAGCTTCCTCAAAGGTAGGAGATTCGACCCTTATTTACAAACCAGACCATGTCAGGTGCTCGCTATGCAAGGTTTTACTATCATCAAGCCATTATATGGGAGAAATACAATGTCTCCCCCTCGATGAAGCAGCCGGGGGCTCGTTGGCCGCCCTTCCCCCTCGTTGAAGCAGCCGGGGGCTCGTTGGCCGCCCCCCCCCCTCGTTGAAGCAGCCGGGGGCTCGTTGGCCACCCCGGCCATCGAGGGGCTCGGGGGCCCCAAGGCTGGGGCCCCCGAGCCCCTCGTTGGCCACCCCGGCCATCGAGGGGCTCGGGGGCCCCAAGGCTGGGGCCCCCGACCAACAAGGGGCCCTTCCTTCCCCTCTACCACTTCGTTCCGCCCCTCCGGCTACGGCCCTCTTACCCTTCGGTCCCTCCGGCTCTACCCCTTCGGTCCCTACGGCTCCGGTTCTCTCCCTCCCCTCTACCACTTCGTCCTCTTACGCTCTGCTACCCTTCGGCCTCTTACGCTCTGCTACCCTTCGGTCCCTCCGGTCCGGTACGGCTACGGCTCCGGCTCCGGCTACGGCTACGGCTCTACCCTACGGTCCCTTCCTTCTACCCTCCGGCTACCCTCCGGTCCGGCTCCGGTCCGGCTATGTTTTCTCCACCCCTTCGGTTTAAAAATAAGTTTAGACCGAAGGGGTCTAGCTAAAATTTTAAACCGAAGGGGTGGAGAAAACATAGGGTTCGTAGGCCACCCCCGGGCCTCCTTCTTTCCTTGTTTTTTGGCCCCCTCGTTGGCCGGGGGCGGCCAACGAGCCCCTAGCCCCAAGTCTGGGGCCGCCTTCGGTCTAGGGGCCCCATTAAAACTAAGTATAGCTAGACCCCTTCGGTCTATACTTAGTTTTAATGGGGCCCCTAGACCGAAGGCGGCCCCAGACTTGGGGCTAGGGGCTCGTTGGCCGCCCCCGGCCAACGAGGGGGCCAAAAAACAAGGACAGGGTCGGGGGGCCCCAGCCCCAAGGCTGTGGCTCGGGGGCCCCAGCCTTGGGGCTGGGGCCCCCCCGAGCGGCCATCGAGCCCCGGCCTTTCCTTGTTTTTTCCCCTTATAATTAACTATAACTTTGTTATAGTTAATTATAAGGGGAAAAAACAAGGAAGAGGGGTAAAGCCACATCAAAGAAAAAGGCCGACCTAGTAAAGTTATTCCTGCTAAGTAAGAGCATAGATGAAAAAGGCGACGCTCTTTTTCCGACAGTTATGTGGAGTAACCCACTCTCTGTAATCCTAGTTCGCTTTTTAATGCATAAACGTTTTAATACACGTCCTTTCATAGTTTTGCTTAATAGTTTGCAAGGTCGAAGACTTTATCAGTATTCCGGCAAAAACTCGAAGGGAAGGCATCCCTCCGTATGTGCCGATACCAGAAGGTGCTGAGCTACGTACTATACTAGACTTATTAACCTCTCTATTTGACGGAAACATACCATTTGACATAGGGACAAACCAAATGCTAAACGACATTTACCAATTAGTAACAGTTGAAGTAGGAAATGTCTCCCAGTTCTTACAAGAAGAGTTAAGGCTGTGCCTTTCAAGAACGGTATAGCAGTATATGCCCTACACATGCCGGATGTTCTGTTATAATGGGAAAAACCAAGGACATAATTAACTATAACTTAGTTATAGTTAATTATAATGGGAAAAACCAAGGAAGAGCAACCGCTCGGGGGTTCGATGCCTCCTTCGATGGCCACCCCGGCCAGCGAGGGGTCGGGGGCTCGGGGGCCCCTGCCCCAAGTTGGGGCAGGGGCCCCCAACCCCAGCCTTGGGGCTGGGGTTGGGGGCCCCTGCCCCAACTTGGGGCAGGGGCCCCCGAGCCCCCGAGCCATCGAAGGGGCGGAGCACCCGCCGGGTGCTCCGCCCCAACCGGTTGCTCCGCACCGGCGGTTCTTGGCAGAAGAACCAGCAGTTCTTGCACCGAAGGGCTCCGCAGAAGGGGCGCAGTTCTTGAGGCCCTAGGTATTAGAATTCCAAAGAAGAGCTGCATATATACCCTTAGAAGTGGATTCCAGGAACTAATAGCTTATAGCAGGGAGTCCCCATACGCGCCCTTCTGCCTCGTGGGTGCCATTAAGGGCTAGGGCTAGTACGATCCCGCCGAAGGACCACTTGTAGGTTTTATACGTAGAATCCTCCTCTTATAAGTAAGCCAGTACCCTTCGGGAATACCCTTCGGTAAGAACCCGAGTCTCTACCTCTTATAGCTTATAGCAGGGAGGGCATAAAGGCCCTCCCTGCTATGAGGGACTTCATAAGAGGTAGAATCCTACTCTTATAAGTAAGTAAGTAAGTAAGTAAGTAAGTAAGTAAGTAAGCCAGTCCGCTACGCTAAGCCAGTACGCTTCGCTAAGTAACCGAAGGGTAGTGGGCCAGTACGCTTCGCTAAGTAACCGAAGGGTAGTGGGCCAGTACGCTTCGCTAAGCCAGTACGCTTCGCTAACCGAAGGGTAGTGGGCCAGTCCGCTTCGCTAAGTAACCGAAGGGTAGTGGGCCGTCCTTGGTTTTTCGGCCCCTAGCCCCAAGTTGGGGCTAGGGGCCCCCGACCATTTAAAATTAACTATAACCAGGTTATAGTTAATTTTAAATGGAAAAACCAAGGAAACGCTTCGCTAACCGAAGGGTAGTGGGCCAGTACGCTTCGCTAAGCCAGTCCGCTTCGCTAAGTAACCGAAGGGTAGTGGGCCAGTACGCTTCGCTAAGTAACCGAAGGGTAGTGGGCCAGGACGCTTCGCTAAGCCAGGACGCTTCGCTAACCGAAGGGTAGTGGGCCAGGACGCTTCGCTAAGCCAGTACGCTTCGCTAAGCCAGTACGCTTCGCTAACCGAAGGGTAGTGGGCCAGTACGCTTCGCTAACCGAAGGGTAGTGGGCCGTCCTCCGCTTTCCCTCCGGTTCTCCACCCCCGGCCGCAGAAGGGGCGGCCATATAGCCCCTTCGGTTTAAAATTAACTATAACCTGGTTATAGTTAATTTTAAACCGAAGGGGTGGAGAAAGGGTTCGATGGCCGCCCCGGCCATCGAGGGGAAACGCTTCGCTAAGTAACCGAAGGGTAGTGGGCCGTCCTCCGCTTTCCCTCCGGTTCTCCACCCCCGGCTGCTTCGCAGAAGGGGCGGCCATATAGCCCCTTCGGTTTAAAATTAACTATAACCAGGTTATAGTTAATTTTAAACCGAAGGGGCTATATGGCCGCCCCTTCTGCGAAGCAGCCGGGGGTGGAGAAAGGAAACGCTTCGCTAAGTAACCGAAGGGTAGTGGGTCCCCTACGGCTCTCTCTTAGGTAAGTTTTCCTCTACCCCTCCGGCTCCCTTCCTCCTACCCTCCGGCTCCGGCTACCCTCCGGTCCGGCTTAAAACTAAGTATAGACCGAAGGGGTCTAGCTATACTTAGTTTTAAGCCGGAGCCTGGACCCTTTCTTTTCTCCCTCCTTCCCTACGGCTCCGGCTTATAAATAAGTTTAGACCGAAGGGGTCTAGCTAAACTTATTTATAAGCCGGAGGGGAGGAGAAACTTCCTCGCCCCTCGTAGGCCGGGGCGGCCTACGAGCCCGGAGGGGTAGAGGAAAGGATGGGCTCTCTCTTGGTTTTCTCCACCCCTTCGGTTTAAAATGAACTATAACTAAGTTATAGTTCATTTTAAACCGAAGGGGTGGAGAAAACCAAGGACGGGCTTGGGGGCCCCTGCCCCAAGGCTAGGGGCCCCCGACCCCCAGCCCATAGTATGGGCTGGGGGCCCCCGACCCCAGCCCATAGTATGGGCTGGGGGCCCCCGACCCCCAGCCCATAGTATGGGCTGGGGCTCGGGGGCCCCAGCCCATAGTATGGGCTGGGGCCCCTCGACCAGTACGCTTCGCTAACCGAAGGGTAGTGGGCCAGGACGCTTCGCTAAGCCAGGACGCTTCGCTAACCGAAGGGTAGTGGGCCGTCAGAGCACCGTAGGGAACCGCTTTCCCTCCGGTTCTCCACCCCCTAGATGGCCGGTAGAAGGGCGGCCATATAGCCCCTTCGGTTTAAAATTAACTATAACCAGGTTATAGTTAATTTTAAACCGAAGGGGCTATATGGCCGCCCTTCTACCGGCCATCTAGGGGGTGGAGAAAGGAAACGCTTCGCTAACCGAAGGGTCGTGGGCCAGTACGCTTCGCTAACCGAAGGGTAGTGGGCCAGTACGCTTCGCTAAGTAAGTAAGAGAGTAAGTAAGCCAGTACGCTTCGCTAAGTAAGTAAGAGAGTAAGTAAAAACCCGGGTCTCTACCTCTTCTAGCTTATTAAAGGACCTTTAAAGAACTGCGACTTTGGTTTCTTTCTACGTAGAATCATCCATTTATAAGTAAATGGATGTCTCTACTTATAAGAGCTTCTTACTTTTAGGAAAAGGCCTCCCTGCTCTATGCTTTTTTACGTAGAATAATTCTCTTACTTCTAAGTACAAGCATGGGTTCGAGAGGACCTCTTATTAAAAGCTTCTTAAAGGAAAAGGCCTTCCTACTTTGGTTTATAGGACCTCCTCTTATAAGTAAGTAAGCCAGTACCCTTCGGTAAGTAAGAGGATGTCTCTGGCTTTCCCCTCGATGGCCGGGGCTCGATGGCCGCTCGTGGGCCCCAGCCCCAAGGCTGGGGCTCGGGGGCCCCAGCCTTGGGGCTGGGCCCCCCGACCCTGTCCTTGTTTTTTCTCGGGGGCCCCTAGCCCCAAGTCTGGGACCCTTCGGTCTAGGGGCCCCCGACCATTAAAACTAAGTATAGTCTGATCAGTCTATACTTAGTTTTAATGGTTGGGGGCCCCTAGACCGAAGGGTCCCAGACTTGGGGCTAGGGGCCCCCGAGAAAAAACAAGGAAAGAAGGAGGCTATCGAGGGGGTGGTCGGGGGCCCCAGCCTTGGGGCCCCCGACCACCCCGGCCAGCGAGGGGCTAGGAATTTTTACCATTATAAATAAGTTTAGTTAGACTAAACTTATTTATAATGGTAAAAATTCCGAGCCCCTCTTATAGAAAGAAAGTCCCTGCTACTTTGGACTTATAGGGGAACCAGAATCCTCTATTTATCAGTAAGAGCATGGGTTCGAGAGGGGGCGTCTACCTCTAATAGCTTCGGGAACAGGCTAGAACTCCTGCTATGAGGGACTTCGACTTATTAGGAATCCTCTTATAAGTAAATAAATTGATGTCTCTGGCTTTCCCCTCTTCCTATGTTTTTCCCCCTCGTTGGCCTCCTTCGGCGGGCGGCCAACGCGCCCCTTAAAACTAAGTTTAGACCGAAGGGGTCTAGCTAAACTTAGTTTTAATGGGCGCGTTGGCCGCCCGCCGAAGGAGGCCAACGAGGGGGAAAAACATAGGAGAGGCCGCAGAAGGGCTCGATGGCCGCCCCTTCTGCGGCCATCGAGCCCCTGCTTCTTCTACGAGGGGCAGGAAAGAAGCAGCCACCCTCCTTTTAAAGGCGCGGCTGCTTCTACGAGCCCGCCTTAATAAGGAGCCCTGCTCTTTAAAAATTTTTCTACGTAGAATCCTCCTCTTATAAGTAAGTAAGAGCAGGGGCCCCATCTCTATTCCCGCTTCTTAAAGGAGCCCCTTCCCGTAGGTTTTCTACTTATTAGGAATCCTCTTATAAGTAAGTAAATGGATGTTACTGGCTTTCCTATGTTTTTCCCATTATAATTAACTATAACTTAGTTATAGTTAATTATAATGGGAAAAACATAGGGTTCGCTGGTCGGGGGCCCCAGCCTTGGGGCCCCCGAGCCATCGAAGGGGCGGAGCACCCGGCGGGTGCTCCGCCCCGACCGGAGGGAAAGGAGACTGTACTTATTTATAATGGTAAAAATTCCTAGCCCCTCTAATAAAAGCGGTAAGGAGCCTCCTTCGAGTAGGTTTTCTACTTATTAGGAATCCTCTTATAAGTAAGTAAATGGATGTCTCTGGCTTTCCCCTCTTCCTATGTTTTCTCCCTCCCTCCCTCCTCCCCTACGGCTACGGCTCCGGCTCCGGCTTATAATTAACTATAACAAAGTTATAGTTAATTATAAGCCGAAGGGGTGGAGAAAACATAGGAGAGGCCGCAGAAGGGCTCGATGGCCGCCCCTTCTGCGGCCTCTCCTATGTTTTTCCCCTTAAAACTAAGTATAGTCAGACTATACTTAGGTTTAAGGGGAAAAACATAGGAAGAGGGGGTGGCCATCGAACCCTATGTTTCGACCCCGCCCATTATAATTAACTATAACTTAGTTATAGTTAATTATAATGGGCGGGGTCGAAACCTATTAGGAAGAACAGAAGACCGAATTTTTACCATTATAAATAAGTTTAGTTAGAACGAAGCTTAAAGGTGCAAGAACCGCTCTATGCTGGACTTATATTTTTATAATGGTAAAAATTCCGTCCCCTCGCTGGCCCCTCGATGGCCGGGGTGGTCGGGGGCCCCAGCCCCAAGGCTGGGGCCCCCGACCACCCCCTGGCCATCGAAGGGGCTCGATGGCCGCCCCTTCTGCGGCCATATAGGGGGTGGGTTCGATGGCTCGGGGGCCCCAGCCCCAAGGCTGGGGCTCTTCCTTTCTCCTACCCTCCGGCTTAAAACTAAGTATAGACCGAAGGGGTCTAGCTATACTTAGTTTTAAGCCGGAGGGTAGGAGAAAGGACGGGCCCCCAGCCCCAAGTATGGGCTGGGGGCCCCCCGACCACCCCGGCCATCGAGGGGCCAGCGAACCCTATGTTTTTCCCATTCTAATTAACTATAACTAAGTTATAGTTAATTAGAATGGGAAAAACATAGGAAAGCCCCTCTTGTAGCTACCGGATGCCCCTAGGGCCAAGAACCCCTAGTTATTAGAAGTACAGAGCGGCTCTTATAAGTAAGTAAGAGCCGGTCCAGGAACTAATCTTAAAGGAATGCCTCCCTTCCCCTCGTAGAAGAAGCCTGTCTGCTGCTTGGTTTTTCCCTTCCCCTCTTAGAAGCAGGCTCTTCCTATGTTTTTCCCATTATAAATAAGTTTAGACCCCTTTGGTCTAAACTTATTTATAATGGGAAAAACATAGGAAGAGCCTGCTTCTACGAGGGGAAGGGCTACTTATAAGAGACTAGACCCTTTCAGTGGGGTTCTTGCACCATTATAAAATAGTTTAGTTAGACCGAAGGGGCTTTCCTATGTTTCGACCCCGCCCATGATAATTAACTATAACTAAGTTATAGTTAATTATCATGGGCGGGGTCGAAACATAGGAAAGCCTTCTTCTGGACTTATTTATAATGGTGCTCCAAAATTCCTAGCCCCATTTCTCTTATAAGTAAGTAAGTAAGTAAAATATAGCAGGTATAAACCGAAGGGTACGGGCTTAGAATAGCTCTGCTCTTAAAGCCCTGCCAAGCCCCACAATATCTCTTATCTTCTAAGCCAGTACATCGGTCCTGTGTCTTAATAAGATAAGAGCTCTTATTAGGGCTTAAAGTAGGTAGGACCAAGCCACCTTATCTCTTAACTTCTAAAAGCACCTTAAAGTAGGAACAAGCACCATATCTCTTATAAGTAAAAAGGAGCAGGGCTTTCCCTTCGGTCTAATAGCCTCCAAGAAATGGAGGGGCCTTTAAAGAAGAACCTGCGGTTTCGGGCTCTTCCTTGGTTTTTCCCATTATAATTAACTATAACTTAGTTATAGTTAATTATAATGGGAAAAACCAAGGAAAGGCCTTTAAAAGAGGAATTTTTCCCATTATAAATAAGTTTAGTTAGACCTCAGCAGAAGGGCTTTCCTTGGGCTCTTCCTTGGTTTTTCCCCTTAAAACTAAGTATAGTCAGACTATACTTAGTTTTAACGGGAAAAACCAAGGAGAGGCCGCCCTTCTTTCCCCTCTTCCTATGGTTTCTCCCTCCTACCCTCCGGCTTATAATTAACTATAACTTTGTTATAGTTAATTATAAGCCGGAGGGTAGGAGGGAGAAACCATAGGAAGAGGGGAAGGCCTTTCCAAGCACCGCTTTCCCTCCGGTTTCCCATTATAAATAAGTTTAGACCGAAGGGGTCTAGCTAAACTTATTTATAATGGGCTAGGAAGTTTTACCATTATAAATAAGTATAGTCAGACTATACTTATTTATAATGGTAAAACTTCCTCTTTTAAAGGAGGGGTTCGTAGGCCCCCCCCGGCCTCCTTCGGGTTCGATGGCCACCCCGGCCCTTCCTTCTACCCTCCGGCTACCATTCGGTCCGGCTCTCCCTCCCTCCCTCCCCTCTTCCGCTCTGCTACCCTTCGGTCCCTACGGCTACGGCTACGGCTCCGGCTCCGGTCCGGCTCTCCTCTCCCTCCTACCCTCCGGCTCCGGTCCGGTCCGGTCCGGCTATGTTTTCTCCACCCCCTCGATGGCCGCAGAAGGGGGGGCCCCAGCCTTGGGGCTGGGGCCCCCGAGCGGCCATATAGCCCCTCCGGTTTAAAACTAAGTATAGCTAGACCCCTTCGGTCTAAACTTAGGTTTAAGCCGGACCGGAGGGACCGAAGGGTAGCAGAGCGTAAGAGGCCGGAGGGGTAGAGGAAAACATAGGAAGAGGGGCGGGCGGCCATCGAGCCTGCTTCTACGAAGGGAAAGCGGAGGAAGAGCCCTTCTTTCCCCTCGTAGGCCACCCCTTCTGCGGCCTCCTTCTTTCCTTGTTTTTTCTCGGGGGCCCCCAGCCCCAAGTTGGGGCTGGGGGCCCCCGACCATTAAAACTAAGTATAGCTAGACCCCTTCGGTCTATACTTAGTTTTAATGGAAAAAAAAGGACAGGGTCGGGGGCCCAGCCCATACTATGGGCTGGGGCCCCCGAGCGGCCATCGATCCCCGGCCTTTCCTTGGTTTTTCCCATTATAAATAAGTTTAGCTAGACCCCTTCGGTCTAAACTTATTTATAATGGGAAAAACCAAGAGAGAGGGGAAAGCGGTCGGTCTAACTAAACTTATTTATAATGGGAAAAATTCGGTCTTCTGCTATGTTTCGACCCCGCCCATTATAATTAACTATAACTTAGTTATAGTTAATTATAATGGGCGGGGTCGAAACATAGGAAAGCCCTGGACTTATTTATAATGGTAAAAATTCCGTCCTATGTTTCGACCCCGCCCATTATAATTAACTATAACTAAGTTATAGTTAATTATAATGGGCGGGGTCGAAACATAGGAAAGCCCGCCGGCTCCTTTTTAAGGAGTAGCAGCCGGTTGCTCCGCACCGGTGCTTGGAGGCTGATGAGACTCGACCCTTTCAGTGGGGAATCGCTGCGGTTTCCATATCTCTTATAAGTAAGTAACTCCGAGCAGGTCTAAACTTACTTATAAGTAAGAGCATTGCTTCTTAATAAGAGCCCTGCATAGCAATAACCGGGAAACCTGCAGGAATCGCCGAAAGCCCCCATATCTCTTATCTTCTAAGCCAGTACATCGGTCCTGGGTCTAAACTTATAAGAGCTCTTATTAGGGCTTAAAGTAGATACGACATAGCACCATATCTCTTATAAGTAAGTAAGATATAGAAGTTCTAAACTTCTAAGAGCTCTTATTAGGGCTTAAAGTAGGACCAGCCATTAAGCTGCAGCAGAAGAATCGCCGAACCATATCTCTTATCTTATAAGATATAGCAGGTAGAAACTTACGTATAAGAGCTCTTTTTAGGGCTTAAAGTAGGACCCGCCCATTAAGCTGTTTCTTCTGCCAGGAATCGCCGAACCATATCTCTTATATTATAAGACTGAAAGGGAAAGGGCAGGTCTAAACTTCTAAAAGCAAGAACTGCTCTGGCGGGCCTTTAAAGAAGAACCCCCTCCTTCGACGGGGCAGCGAAGCAGCCCCCTGCGGTTTCGGGCACTTCCTGTTTTTTTACCATTATAATTAACTATAACTTAGTTATAGTTAATTATAATGGTAAAAAAACAGGAAAGGCTCGGGGGCCCCAGCCCATAGTTGGGGCTGGGGCTCGGGGGCCCCAGCCCATACTTGGCAGAAGGCTGGGGCTCGGGGGCCCCAGCCCCAAGTATGGGCTGGGGCCCCCAACCTCCGAGCCTACGAGGGGAAAGATCCATTTAAATGAACTATAACTTTGTTATAGTTCATTTAAATGGATCTTTCCAAGCCGGACCGAACCGTAGCCGTAGCCGTAGCCGTAGGGAACGAAGTGGTCTACCCGGACCGGACCGGAGCCGGAGCCGTAGGGAAGGAGGGAGGGAGAGGAACCGAAGGGTAGGAGCCGTAGGGGAGGGGAGGGAGAGCCGGACCGGACCGGAGCCGGAGCCGTAGCCGTAGCCGTAGGGACCGAAGGGTAGCAGAGCGGAAGAGGGGAGGGAGGGAGAGCCGGACCGAAGGGTAGCCGGACCGTAGGGAAGGAGAGAAGGAAGGAAGGAAGGGCTTTTCCTTGGGTTTTCCCCTTAAAACTAAGTAGAGTCTGACTCTACTTAGTTTTAAGGGGAAAACCCAAGGACGGGCCCCTGCCCCAAGTTGGGGCTAGGGGCCCCCGACCCCAGCTCCAAGGCTGGGGCCCCCGACCGCCCTTCTGCGGCCTACGAGGGGCAGGAAAGAAGAACCCCCGGCTTCTTCTACGAGGGGCGGGGGTTCTTCGGCGGTTCCCATATCTCTTCTAAGTAAAGACCTGCTATTTCGAGAGCATTGGGAAGAAGCCGGGAGTTATAAATGATAAGTAAGGACCCGCTATGTCCTTTTAGACTATGCTAAGAACTAAAAAGGCTTGGTCCTTTAAAAGTAAGGGCAATTCTTATAATTAATTAAGGAAACCGTGCTATGGTATTACTTACTTATAAGTAAGTAAATGGACAATGATAAGTCTGTCGGACTGGCCTACTGAAAGCCCTTTCCAAATAAACAAGTAAATAATTAAGGATATGCTACCTGACAATCTTAGTTCCTAGTTTAAACACCCCTCTCTTCCCTTCTTTCCATTATTGTTTCTTTCATTTCCCCCTATACTATGGCCCCTCTTATATATTAAAATTTAATTTCCTTAAACTCCTCTACATAGCACCGTCAACCCATACCTAAAAGACAGCTTCCGACTTCCAGGTAGACTTTCGCGTTTTCGGTAACTTCTTTCCTTCTGTTTCTTTTTTCCTCCCACCCTATCCCCTCTTCCCCTCGTATAAGCAGCCGGGGTGGCATTTCCCCTCGATGGCCCCTCGCTGGCCGGGGTGGCCATCGAGGGGTGGTCGGGGGCCTTGGGGCTGGGGTCGGGGGCCCCTAGCCCCAACTTGGGGCAGGGGTCGGGGGCCCCTAGCCCCAACTTGGGGCAGGGGCCCCCAAGCCCGTCCTTGGTTTTTCCCATTAAAATGAACTATAACTAAGTTATAGTTCATTTTAATGGGTTGGGGGCCCCTAGCCCCAACTTGGGGCTAGGGGCCGAAAAACCAAGGAAAAGCCCGTTCTTGGTTTTTACCCTTAAAACTAAGTATAGTCAGACTATACTTAGTTTTAAGGGTAAAAACCAAGGACAGGCCTTTCCTTGTTTTTTCCCTTATAATTTTAGTCAGACTAAAATTATAATGGTAAAAACCAAGGAAGAGCCATCGAACCCTATGTTTTTCCCTTTATAATTAACTATAACTTTGTTATAGTTAATTATAATGGGAAAAACATAGGAAGAACCCTTGTTTTTTCCCATTATAATTTTAGTCTGACTAAAATTATAAGGGAAAAAACAAGGAAAGGCCTGTCCTTGGTTTTTCCCATTATAATTAATTATATTTAAATATAATTAATTATAATGGGAAAAACCAAGGGTTCTTCCTATGTTTTTCCCATTATAATTAACTATAACAAAGTTATAGTTAATTATAATGGGAAAAACATAGGAAGAGCCCAGAACCCTTTTCTTCTTCGAAAAATCTTTGTTTCTTATTAAGTATGTATATTTTTTACCATAAGGGGACACAGGTTTTAAATTCGGCCAGCAGAAGAACCCCTTCTAGAAGAGTGGGCCCCCTCTTATTAGGGCTTTAAAAATTGAAGAAGGGTGTTCCAACCGGCCTACTCTTAATAAGATAAGATAAGATAAGATAAGATAAGATAAGATAAGATAAGATAAGATAAGATAAGATAAGATAAGATAAGAGTGGGCTTTCCTATGTTTTTCCCATTATAATTAACTAAGTTATAGTTAATTATAATGGGAAAAGGACGGAATTTTTACCATTATAAATTAGTCCAGGGCTTTCCTTGTTTTTTCCCATTAAAACGTATTATATTTGAATATAATCCGTTTTAATGGGAAAAAACAAGGGTTCGTAGGCCACCCCGGCCCTTCTTCCCTCCGGCTATGTTTTCTCCACCCCTTCGGTTTAAAACTAAGTTTAGCTAGACCCCTTCGGTCTAAACTTAGTTTTAAACCGAAGGGGTGGAGAAAACATAGGAAGAGGGGACGGAATTTTAACCATTATAGATAAGTTTAGTTAGACTAAACTTATTTATAATGGTTAAAATTCGGTCTTCTGCTATGTTTCGATCCCGCCCATTATAATTAACTATAACTAAGTTATAGTTAATTATAATGGGAAAAACATAGGAAAGCCCTTCTGCTGAGGTCTAACTAAACTTATTTATAATGGTAAAAATTCCTCTTTTAAAGGCTCAGCCGCCCCTCAAGGGTGCCCCCTTTAAGGAAGAAGGGCGGTCGGGGGCCCCAGCCTTGGGGCTGGGGCCCCCGAGCCTGCTCTTAATAAGATAAGAGTGGGCCCCCATCGTAGGCTTTAAGTAACAAGGGCTCCTTCGGCGGTTTCCATAAAGCCCCTTTGTACTGCTCCTATGAAACTTACATAAGAGAGAAAATGGGAAACCGGTGTTCTTCGGAGCAACCGGTTGCTCCGAAGTACACCGGCTGCTGGTGGCTTTCCCCTCTTCCTATGTTTTTCCCGTTAAACCTAAGTTTAGCTAGACCCCTTCGGTCTAAACTTAGTTTTAAGCCGGAGCCGGAGCCGTAGGGAACGAAGTGTAAGAGCCGGAGCCGTAGGGTAGGAGGGAGCCGGAGGGTAGGAGGAAAACATAGCCGGACCGGACCGGAGGGAAGGAGAGCCGGAGCCGTAGGAGAGGAGGAAGGAAGGGCCAGGGTGGCCATCGAGGGGAAAGAAGCTTTCCCCTCGTAGGCCGGGGTGGCCTACGAGGGGAAAGCCCCGGTCTTTAAAAGAGGAATTTTTACCATTATAAATAAGTTTAGTTAGACCGAAGGATCTTTCCCCTCGATGGACGGGGTGGCCATCGAACCCTTGGTTTTTCCCATTCTAATTAACTATAACTTAGTTATAGTTAATTAGAATGGGAAAAGGACGGACTTATTTATAATGGTAAAAATTACGTCCTTTTCCCATTCTAATTAACTATAACTAAGTTATAGTTAATTAGAATGGGAAAAACCAAGGGTTCGATGGCCACCCCGTCCATCGAGGGGAAAGCCCCCTTAAAAGTAAGTTTAGTCTAACTAAACTTATTTATAAGGGGAACTATAAGGGAAACCGCCCATCCTATAAGGGGGGAACCACCAGCAGAAGAAATTTCTTACTTACTTACTTATAAGAACTATATTAATTAATATAGTTCTTATAAGTAAGTAAGTAAGTAAGTAAGTAAGTAAGTAAGTAAGTAATTAAGTAAGTAAGTAAGTAAGTAAGAAATTTCTCTTTTTGTTTCATAGGAGCACCCATTCTAATAAACTATAACTAAGTTATAGTTTATTAGAATAGGGGCTAGTAATTTTGGGCTCTTCCTTGTTTTTTCCCATTATAATTAACTATAACCTAATAAGTTATAGTTAATTATAATGGGAAAAAACAAGGAAGAGCCCAAAATTACTAGCCCCTTATAATTTTAGTCTAACTAAAATTATAAGGATAATATAAGGGGCCCATCCTTTAAGACCAGCAGACCGTAGTTTACTTTTCCTTTTATAACCGAAGGGTACTGGCCTAAGTATAGTTCCTTATAAAAGGATAAGTAAACTTCCAATAGGCTGCGGGGCTCCTTTGTTGCGTATTCTAATTAACCTATAAGTTAATTATAATACGAAACTTCTTACTTACTTATAAGTGCGGGCCCCTAGGCCTGGGTTAAGGGGCACTGAAAGGTCACTTATAAGTAAGTAAGTAAGTAAGTAAGACTCCCGGATCCTTTTAGTCCTTTCAGTCCTGCTGCGGCAAAAATACTTTCAGTGCTCGGGGCACCCCTCTCTGCAGCCGTTCTTATGTTTTTAAGAGTATGCCGCCCCTCTAGGAAGCCGTTCTTATGTTTTTAAGAGTAGGCCGACCCCGTATGCTGGCTAGAGGGTCGGCCTACTCTTAAAAACATAAGAACGGCTTCCTAGAGGGGCGGCATACTCTTAAAAACATAAGAACGGCTGCAGAGAGGGGCGGTCGGGGGCCCCAGCCCCAACTTGGGGCTGGGGCCCCCGAGCCCACTCTTAAAAACATAAGAGTGGGGCACCTAATGGCGCCCACCCTTAAAGGAGCAGCAGAAGACCTTTCAGTCTTGGGGTTCTTCGAGTAGGCCGACCCCCGTCCCTAGAGGGGGAGACCACTGAAAGGACTGAACCTCCTTCGGGAACCCGGCAGCTCTTATAAGTAAGTAAGTAAGTTAAGTATCTGGGGAACCAGCAGCGGTTCTTGCCGCTTTTAGTGGACTGAAAGCGGCAAGAACCGCTGCTGGTTCCCCAGATACTTAACTTACTTACTTACTTATAAGAGCTGCCGGGTTCCCGAAGGAGAAGCAGAAGAGCTGCTGACTGAAAGGTCCTTTAAAGCAAGACCTGCTGCGGGGGCAGCGAAGCAGCCCCTTGCATTCTTGGGGTCACTGAAAGCGGCTGGCACCTTTCAGTTTATCCTTTGTTTTTACTATTAACTATAACTAAGTTATAGTTAATTCTAATGGGCTGGCATAATTCAGTGGCATAGAGCAGGAAAGACCTTTCAGCAGAAGAACAGGGTTTTCCTCTTCTAGAAGCGGCCCCCCCATAGAAGAGGAAAACCCTGCTCCGTCAAGCAGGGGTGGCCCCTTCGGTCTAGGGGCCACTGAAAGTACCGAAGGGGCCCATCCTTTAAGGCCCCAAGACTGAAAGTTCTTCCTCCTGGTTCCCTGCAGACTTATAAGGGGCCTCGCAGAACGAACCCGCCTTACTGAAAGGAAAGAGCCGAAGATAGTCCTGCTGGAAAAAAGAGAAGGTTTCTTATTATAAATAAGTTTAGTAGAACTAAACTTATTTATAATAAGAAAAGGAGCGGCTGCTTCTTTCCCCTCGCTGAAGCAGCCGGGGCTCGATGGCCGCTCGGGGGCCCCAGCCCCAAGTATGGGCTGGGGCCCCCGACCCCTTCTGCAAGCAGGCCCTTCCTTCTACCCTCCGGCTCTCCTTCCCTCCGGTCCGGTCCGGCTATGTTTTCTCCACCCCTCCGGTTTAAAACTAAGTATAGCTAGACCCCTTCGGTCTATACTTAGGTTTAAGCTGGAGCCGGAGCCGTACCGGAGCCGTAGGGAACGAAGTGGTAGAGGGGAGAGGAGGGAGGGAGAAAACATAGGAAGAGGGGGCTCGTTGACCGCCCGCCGAAGGAGGCCAACGAGGGGGTGGCCAGCGAACCCTTTTCCCATTATAATTAACTATAACTTAATAAGTTATAGTTAATTATAATGGGAAAAAACAAGGACAGCCCCTTTTTTCAGAGGGAAGGTGCTTCCCGGCTTTCCTTGTTTTTTACCTTCCTTGGTTTTTCCCATTATAAATAAGTTTAGTTATACTAAACTTATTTATAATGGGAAAAACCAAGGAAGGTAAAAACAAGGGTTCGATGGCCACCCCGGCCCTTCCTTCCCTCTTTCCCTCCGGTCCCTACGGCTCCGGCTACCCTCCGGTACGGCTATGTTTTCTCCACCCCCTATATGGCCGCAGAAGGGGTCGGGGGCCCCAGCCCATACTTGGGGCTGGGGCCCCCGAGCGGCCATATAGCCCCTTCGGTTTAAAATTTTAGCTAGACCCCTTCGGTCTAAACTTATTTTTAAGCCGGACCGGAGCCGGACCGGAGGGTAGCCGGACCGGACCGAACCGGAGGATAGCCGGAGCCGTACCGAAGCCGGAGGGTAGGAGGGAGCCGAAGGGTAGCAGAGCGTAAGAGGGAAGGCCGGAGCCGGAGGGAAGGAGGAAGGCCGGACCGGACCGGAGGGAAGGAGAGCCGGACCGGACCGGAGGGTAGCCGGAGCCGTAGGGAACGAAGTGTAAGAGGGAAGGCCGGACCGAAGGGTAGGAGAGAAGGAAGGAACCGGAGCCGTAGCCGTACCGGACCGGACCGGAGGGACCGAAGGGTAGCAGAGCGTAAGAGGCCGAAGGGTAGCAGAGCGTAAGAGGCTCGGGGGCTCGGGGGCCCCTGCCCCAAGTTGGGGCAGGGGCCCCCAACCCCAGCCCCAAGGCTGGGGTTGGGGGCCCCTGCCCCAACTTGGGGCAGGGGCCCCCGAGCCCCCGACCGAAGGGTAGCAGAGCGTAAGAGGCCGAAGGGTAGCAGAGCGTAAGAGCCGGACCGGAGGGAAGGAAGGGACCGTAGGGTAGGGGAGCCGTAGGGTAGCCGAAGGGTAGCAGAAAGAGAGAGGAAAACATAGGAATAGGGGAAAGCCCTATTATAATAAACTATAACTTATTAAGTTATATTTTATTTAAATAGGCCTTCGGTTCTTGCACCAAGAACTCCTTCTAGTACCCTTTACTCTTATGTAAGTTTCATAGGGAAGGTGTTCTCTCGCGGTTTCCCTTTAAAAGGAGGGTGGCTGCTTCGCCGCCCCCCCCCCGAAGGGAGAGGAGTTCAGTTTCCCTCTTCTAATAAACTATAACTTAATAAGTTATGGGGGGAATGGGCTGGTCATACCAGCTCTTCCCTTTCTGCAAGAACTAAAAGGGGTGCCCCTATAAGGGGTTAGCTGCCCTCTCCCACCCCTGCTTGACGGGAACCAGCAGGGTAGCCACCGAGAAAAACAAAGGAGCAGAAGAAGTTTTCCCTTATAATTTTAGTTCTACTAAAATTATAAGGGAAACCGGAGGGGAGCCGCCACCTCGCCCTCTACCTCACCCTGCTTTACGGAGCAGGGGCTCTGGTAACCAGCAGTTCTTAGAACCCCTTCTAGGGTGCCCCTCGTACTAGCCCGCCGTAGGAGGCTGCTTCTACGAGGGGGCACCCCTGTTCCAAAAAAGGAGCCGAAGGGTACTAGAAGAATTTCTGCTGCTGTTCTTCGGGCCTCCGGCAGAAATCCTTGCATTCTAGGGGCCCCGAGCCCCGACTGAAAGATCCTGGCCGCTTTCAGTCCAATGAAAGGACTGAAAGTATAAGGGGCTGCTTCGCTGGCCCAGGATCCTTTCAGTCTTATAAGTAAGTAAGTAAGTAAGTAAGTAAGTAAGTAAGTAAGTAAGTAACTGGCCCCTAGACTTAGACTTACTTACTTACTTATAAGTAAGGTCACTTCTAAGTAAGCCAGTACCCTTCGGTAAGTAAGCCAGTACCCTTCGGTAAGTAAGAGTCTTACTTACCGAAGGGTACTGGCTTACTTAGAAGTGACCTTACTTATAAGTAAGCCAGTACCCTTCGGTAAGTAAGAGTCTTACTTACCGAAGGGTACTGGCTTACTTAGAAGTGACCTTACTTATAAGTAAGTAAGTCTAAGTCTAGGGCTTTCCTTTGTTTCAAAGGAGCAGGACCGAAGGGTATTCTGGGGGGAAACAGGCGAAGCAGCCAGTTTCCCTTCTGTTCTTCGGAGACCGTATTCGGTCGGAAAGGGGGTAAGGTTGGGGCCCTTATAGCAGAAGACCCTTACAGTCCTTTCAGTTAGAAACTTTTTGGTCCTGCTCTTCGGCTATGAAACAAAGGAAAGCCGGCGTTTAAGGAGCAGCCGGCTGCTCCTTAAACGCCGGCGTTTAAGGAGCAGCCGGTTGCTCCGCAGAACACCGGTGTTCTTCTGCTGGGTTCTTGCAACAGGTTGCTCCGTCCTTGGTTTTTCCCATTATAATTAACTATAACTTAGTTATAGTTAATTATAATGGGAAAAACCAAGGAAAGCAGCCCTAAAAGGCGGTTCTTCTGCCTCTTCCTGCAGGTTTCCCGGTGGGACCCTCAGCAACCGGTTGCTGAGGGTCCCACCGGGAAACCTGCAGGAAGAGGCAGAAGAACCGCCTTCTTTCCTTTCAGGAATTCCCTATATTAATTAACATATAAGTTAATTAATATAGGGAATTTCAGAAAGAGTCTTCAAAGGGCAGCTCTTCTCTATGCTCCCTCTTATTAAGAAGCAGAACTATACGCGCGGTATTTCCCCCTTCTGGAAGCAGCAGAAGAGGTCTCGTAGATTTACTTACTTATAAGACCCATAGCACCCCGTTTCAGTCCTTTCAGTCCGGGTTCTTGCCTTGTAGACATACTTACTTACTTATAAGACCCCTCCCCTCCCGGATCCTTTCCGTCCTTTCAGTCCGGGGGCTCTTATTCCCTTTAGAGCTTACCGTAGGGTACTTAGAATATAGGCAGCAGTTCTGGCGGACTACGGAAACCGGCAAAAACACGGAAGAGGGGCTTTCCTTTTCCCATTATAATTAACTATAACTTAGTTATAGTTAATTATAATGGGAAAAGGAAGAGCCCCCTCGTTGGCCTCCTACGGCGGGCGGCCAACGAGCCCCCTCTTCCTTTTCCCATTATAATTAACTTTAGACCGAAGGGGTCTAGCTAAACTTATTTATAATGGGAAAAACCAAGGGTTCGATGGCTCGGGGGCCCCAGCCTTCTGCCAAGTATGGGCTGGGGCCCCCGACCACCCCGGCCATCGAGGGGAAAGGCCTCCTTCGGGTTCGATGGCCCCCCCCTATATGGACGCAGAAGGGGCGGCCATATAGCTCCGGCCCTTCCCCTCCCTTCCTTCCTTCTTCCCTCCGGCTCCTCTACCACTTCGTTCCCTCCGGTCCGGCCTTCTACCCTCCGGCTCTCCTACCCTCCGGTCCGGTTCGGTCCGGCTCCCGCTACCACTTCGCTACCCTATCCCCTACGGCGGCCTCCTTCCTCTCCTACCCTCCGGTCCGGTTCCCTCTACCACTTCGTTCCCTACGGCTCCGGCTACCCTCCGGTCCGGCTCTTACGCTCTGCTACCCTTCGGTCCCTACGGCTCCGGCTCTCTCTTTCGGCTACCCTTCGGTCGGGGGGCCCAGCCCATACTATGGGCTGGGGGCCCCCGAGCCCCAGCCCATACTATGGGCTGGGGCTCGGGGGCCCCCAGCCCATAGTATGGGCTGGGGCCCCCGAGTCCCTACGGCTACGGCTCCGGCCTTCTACCCTCCGGCCTTCTACCCTCCGGCTACCCTCCGGTCCGGTCCGGCTCTCCCTCCTACCGCCCCTCCGGCTACGGCCTCAGCCCCTCCGGCTACGGCCTCCCTTCCCTCTACCACTTCGTCCTCCTACCCTCCGGTTCCCTCTTACACTTCGTTCCCTCCGGCTCCGGCTACCCTCCGGTCCGGTACGGCTCCGGCTCTCCTACCCTCCGGTCCGGTCCGGCTCTTACGCTCTGCTACCCTTCGGCTCCTCCCCTTCGGTACGGCTCCGGTTCCCTCCTTCCCTCCGGCTCTTCCTCTTACGCTTCGCTCCCTCCGGTCCGGTCCCTACGGCTACGGCTCCGGCTACCCTCCGGTCCGGCTACGGCTCCGGGTCCTTCCTCCCCTCCTACCCTCCGGCTCTTTACCTCCGGTCCCTACGGCTACGGCTCCGGCTCCGGCTACCCTCCGGTCCGGCTACGGCTTCGGCTCCGGTGCGGTCCGGCTATGTTTTCTCCACCCCCTCGATGGCCGGGGGCGGCCATCGAGCCCCTTCGGTTTATAATTAACTATAACTTTGTTATAGTTAATTATAAACCGGAGCCGGAGCCGTAGGGACTCGGGGGCCCCAGCCCATAGGATGGGCTGGGGCCCCCCGACCGAAGGGTAGCAGAAAGAGAGAGCCGGAGCCGTAGGGTAGGAGGGAGCCGGAGGGAACGAAGTGGTAGAGGGAAAACATAGGAAGAGGGGCGGCGGCCCTTGTTCCCTCCGGCTTGGGTTTTCCCATTATAAATAAGTTTAGCTAGACCCCTTCGGTCTAAACTTATTTATAATGGGAAAAGGAAGAGCCCCTCGCTCATAAGTAAAAAGGTGGGTAGAGCTGCGAACCTGCTACTATGGAGCCGCGCGCCGTCCTTGGTTTTTCCCTTCCTTTTCCCATTATAAATAAGTTTAGACCGAAGGGGTCTAGCTAAACTTATTTATAATGGGAAAAGGAAGGGAAAAACCAAGGGGTCGCTGGCCACCCCCTCGATGGCCGGGGGCGGCCATCGAGCCCCCGGGCCTCCTTCTTTCCTTGTTTTTTGGCCCCTAGCCCCAAGTTGGGGCTAGGGGCCCCCAACCATTAAAACTAAGTATAGCTAGACCCCTTCGGTCTATACTTAGTTTTAATGGTTGGGGGCCCCTAGCCCCAACTTGGGGCTAGGGGCCCCCGAGAAAAAACAAGGACAGGGTCGGGGGCCCCAGCCCATACTTGGGGCTGGGGCCCCCGAGCGGCCATCGAGCCCCGGCTGCTTCAGCGAGGGGAAAGAAGACCCGAATTTTTCATTCGATTCGCCCATAGGTGAAATATAATAAGAAATAAGGGAAGGAAGTACTGGTGTTACTCGCAGAAGAAGAGGGGGCGAAAGGACGGAAATGAAGACAAACAGTAAGACATTTATTTAAGACAAACCTACTTACTTAACTTATAAGACAAATCTTTAAGACCTACAAACAATTAGACAAATAAGAAAAAACTGGTATATGTTATAATATTAAATGCAATAAAGGTTGATAACTGCATCTTTTAATACTAACGCTATGATGAATTAAAAAATATAATCAGGAGATGCACGCAATGACAATTGCGATTGGTACTTATCAAGAAAAACGTACATGGTTTGATGACGCGGATGACTGGTTACGTCAAGACCGTTTTGTATTCGTAGGTTGGTCAGGTTTATTATTATTTCCTTGTGCATATTTTGCACTTGGCGGATGGTTAACTGGTACAACTTTTGTAACATCATGGTATACACATGGTTTAGCTAGTTCATACTTAGAAGGTTGTAACGTGTTAACTGCAGCTGTATCAACACCAGCGAATAGCCTGGGTCATTCATTATTATTCGTATGGGGTGTTGAAGCACAAGGTGATTTAACACGTTGGTTCCAATTAGGTGGATTATGGGCATTTGTAGCATTACATGGTGCGTTTGCTTTAATTGGTTTCATGTTACGTCAATTTGAAATTGCACGTTCAGTAAATTTACGACCATATAACGCTATTGCGTTTTCAGCCCCTATTGCTGTTTTCACATCTGTTTTCTTAATTTATCCTTTAGGACAATCAGGTTGGTTCTTTGCACCTAGTTTTGGTGTAGCCGCTATTTTCCGTTTTATTCTTTTCTTCCAAGGTTTCCACAACTGGACACTAAACCCTTTCCATATGATGGGTGTAGCTGGGGTTCTTGGTGGTGCTTTATTATGTGCTATTCATGGTGCGACTGTTGAAAATACGTTATTTGAAGATGGCGATGGCGCCAACACCTTCCGCGCTTTTAACCCAACTCAGGCCGAAGAAACGTACTCGATGGTAACTGCTAATAGATTCTGGTCGCAAATTTTTGGTGTAGCTTTCTCAAACAAACGTTGGCTACATTTCTTTATGCTATTTGTACCAGTAACAGGCTTATGGATGTCAGCGTTAGGTGTGGTAGGTTTAGCTTTAAACTTACGTGCTTACGATTTCGTATCGCAAGAAATCCGAGCAGCCGAAGATCCTGAATTCGAAACTTTCTATACAAAAAATATTTTATTAAACGAAGGTATTCGTGCATGGATGGCTGCTCAAGACCAACCACATGAACGTTTAGTTTTCCCTGAAGAAGTATTGCCACGTGGTAATGCTTTATAATTTATTATAACATTTTTAGACTTTTATATTTTACTTTTAAAATAAAATATAAAAGTCTAAAATTTTATGATTAGGAACACAAAAGTTCTTAAAGGTGCGAGTTGTTAGTGTTTATTTAAATAAATTTTTGCTACCCGATTACTGACAAGTAATCGAAACCATTCCATCGGATTACGTACTTAGGAAAACAAATTACGACACGAATTTTGGAAAGTGGTCTTTCTGGAACACCCTTTAAAACTTACTTAACTTACTTAATTATATGTCTGGGGCGGCTCTGCAAGAACCCCTAAAAGTAGCAGAAGAACCCCTTCGTAGAAGCAGCCGGGTTATTGCCGGTTTACGTAGACTTATAAGTAAGTAAGCCAGTCCGCTTCGCTAAGCCAGTACGCTTCGCTAAGTAACCGAAGGGTAGTGGGCCGTCCTCCGCTTTCCCTCCGGTTTCCCGTTAAAATTTACTATAACCTGGTTCTAGTAAATTTTAATGGTTGGGGGCCCCTAGCCCCAACTTGGGGCTAGGGGCCGAAAAACCAAGGGTTCGATGGCCACCCCCTCTTCCTATGTTTTTCCCCTTAAACCTAAGTATAGTCTGACTATACTTAGTTTTAAGGGGAAAAACATAGGAGAGGCCGGGGGCGGCCATCGAGCCCCGGCCATCGAGGGGAAACGCTTCGCTAAGCCAGTACGCTTCGCTAAGCCAGTCCGCTTCGCTAAGTAACCGAAGGGTAGTGGGCTCGGAAGAAGCCGGGGCTCGATGGCCCCTCGATGGCCGGGGCTCGATGGCCGCCCCCGGCCATCGAGGGGCCATCGAACCCCGGCCATCGAGGGGCCATCGAGCCTGCTTCTACGAGGGGAAAGTGGTGCTTGGAAGAGCCCGGAGGGAAAGCGGTGCTTGGAAGAGGGGCTAGGGCGAGGGAAAGGGTCCCATAGCACCGGCGGCTGCTTCTTTCCTTGGGTTTTCCCATTCTAATTAACTATAACTAAGTTATAGTTAATTAGAATGGGAAAACCCAAGGAAAGAAGCAGCCGCAGGTGCTATGGGATCCTAGCCGACAAAAAACAAAGGAAGAAAAATCATAGGGAAACAAAGGAAAGACCTATTATACTTAAATATACCAATAAGTAGAATTAATTAGAAAAGGAAAAAAGGAAAACCCCCTAACCAAAAGCGGGGGGGAGAGCTTCTTATCTAAAGAGTACAGCTTCTTCTGGGTCTTATAAGTAAATAAGGGCCCGAGGCTCAAGTAGGGAAGGGGCCAATACCAAGAACTACTTACAGCTTCAGCCAAAGGGTTTATTCTTTCCCCCCCCGGCTGCTCCCTCAGCAGCCGGGGGGGGGGGGGAAAGAATAAAAGTGGGTGCGCCAAGCCGAGTAAGAAGAGGAGCCGGGGAAGACAACGCAGTTGTTACTATCCTCGTAAGAAGGGACCTAATAGGGGTTCTTACATAGCAGAAGAGCCCCGTTCAACATATAAATATGTAGTTATTTTTTAAATATTAATATATAATATATTTAGATTTTATAATAAAAAATTCTTCAGTAGCTCAGTGGTAGAGCGGTCGGCTGTTAACCGATAGGTCGTAGGTTCAAGCCCTACCTGGGGAGAACAAAAATTTCTATACCGCAGCTAGCCATAGTTATACTATTCTAACTAACGATACTTAGGGCAGTACCCTTCGGTTAATAAGAATAGGAAGAATTCGGTCTGTTCTGCTCCTTTGTTTCATAGCGAAAGAGCAGTACAAAGGGGTCGGGGGTTGGGGGCCCCAGCCCCAAGTTGGGGCTGGGGCCCCCAACCCCCGAGCTCCCTTTTCGGCTGTTGGGCGTTCCTCCTGCTGTTCTTCTTATTAGGAAAAGCAGGGGGGGGAGCAGACCGAAGGGTCTTCAGCTGGTTACCAAAAGCTCTGGGTTTCGGTTTAAGGCTCAGCAGCCGGTTTCGCAGAAGAACCCCTTTCTTTCCTTTGTTTCAGAGGAGCAGGCCCCTGCTCCGTCTGCAGCAGAAGAACCCTTTCTTACTTAGGACCGAAGGGTTTTAAAAAGCAGCAGTTCTTGGCCTTAGACTGAAAGTGGGTAGAGCGGCGCCTTTAAAAGGAGGTCTCGGAGAAGCAGCCCCCTCTAGGAAGGAGATGGTGCGGAGCAACCGGTTGCTCCTCTCGAACACCGGTGTTCAAGGAGCAACCGGCTTTGCTTGGTTTATCCTCGGGGGCCCCTAGCCCCAAGTTGGGGCTAGGGGCCCCCGACCATTAGAATTAACTATAACTAAGTTATAGTTAATTCTAATGGCAGAAGAAAAGGAATTTTTACCATTATAAATAAGTTTAGTTAGACCGAAGCCGGTTCTCTACGGTGCAAGAACTGGTAGCAGAAGAGCTGGACTTATTTATAATGGTAAAAATTCTCTTACCCTATTCCTTGGGTTTTCCCATTATAAATAAATTTAGCTAGACCCCTTCGGTCTAAACTTATTTATAATGGGAAAACCCAAGGAATAGGGGAAGAGAATTTTTACCATTATAAATAAGTTTAGTTAGACCGAAGGGGCTCGTAGGCCGCCCGCCCCTATATGGCCGGGGTGGTCGGGGGTTGGGGGCCCCAGCCCATAGTTGGGGCTGGGGGTCCCCGAGCCCCAGCCCATACTTGGGGCTGGGGTTGGGGGCCCCTGCCCCAACTATGGGCTGGGGGCCCCCGAGCCCCCGAGCCATCGAACCCGAAGGAGGCCTACGAGGGGGTTCTTCTCTCTCCTTCCCTCCGGCTCGTAGGCCGCAGAAGGGCGGCCTACGAGACTGAAAGGTCCAGAGCACCGCTTTCCCTCCTTTAAAAGAGGAATTTTTACCATTATAAATAAGTTTAGACCGAAGGGGTCTAGCTAAACTTATTTATAATGGTAAAAATTCCTCTTTTAAAGGAGGGAAAGCGGTGCTTGGAAAGCAGAAGCCGCCCTTCTGCTCCCAGAAGAACAGCGGCTTATGAGACTCGACCCTTTCAGGTTCTTCTTTCCTATGTTTTTCCCATTATAATTAACTATAACTTAGTTATAGTTAATTATAATGGGAAAGGAATTTTTACCATTATAAATAAGTTTAGTCGAACTAAACTTATTTATAATGGTAAAAATTCGGTCTTCTGCTATGTTTCGACCCCGCCCATTATAATTAAATATAACTTAGTTATAGTTAATTATAATGGGCGGGGTCGAAACATAGGAAAGCCCACCAAGCATCGGTGCTTGGACTTATTTATAATGGTAAAAATTCCTTTTCTTCTGCCATTATAATAAACTATAACTTATTAAGTTATAGTTAATTATAATGGGAAAAACCAAGGAAAGCCGGTTGCTCCTTGAACACCGGCGTTAAAGGAGCAGCCGTTCCGCGGTTCTTCTTTCCTTGGTTTTTCCCATTATAATTAACTATAACTTAATAAGTTATAGTTTATTATAATGGCAGAAGAAAAGGAATTTTTACCATTATAAATAAGTACGTCCTTGGTTTTCCCCTCGTAGAAGAAGACGCAGAAGGGCGGCCTTTCCTTGGTTTTTCCCTTATAATTTTAGCTAGACCCCTTCGGTCTAAAATTATAAGGGAAAAACCAAGGAAAGGCCGCCCTTCTGCGTCTTCTTCTACGAGGGGAAAACCAAGGAAAGATCCTTCGGTCTAACTAAACTTATTTATAATGGTAAAAATTACGGCTGCTTCTTAATAAGAGGGGTGCTCTTACTGAAAGGGTCGAGTCTCAGAAGCCGCGCGCCGAAGGAGCCGAAGGAGGAGGGGGTTCTTGCACCGGTTCTTAAAGGCGGAGCAACCGGGTGCAAGAACCGCCTTTAAGAACCGGTGTTCGAGAGGAGCAACCGGTTGCTCCGCACCGGCTGCTTACTAGAGAGGGCTGCTTCTACGAGACCGGGCTTCCTGCGAAATACAGCTTTTCCCTTTCTTCTGTGCCCCTTCCTCCTGCTGCACTCAGGCGGTAAGAACCGCTGCTGCCAGACAAGGCAGGGGCTCTCTGCCGGAAGACCCTAAAAGGAGCCCTTCTTCCTTAAAGGCATAGAGGGGCTTGGGCTAGAGAAAGGCTCCCTTCCCTCCTTTTCTTATTAGAAATAAGTTTAGTATAACTAAACTTATTTCTAATAAGAAAAGGAGGGAAGGGAGCCTTTCACTTTTAAGACCGAAGGGTACTAGAAGGCTGGGGGCTTTCCCCTCGATGGCCGGGGTGGCCATCGAACCCTAGGTTTTTCCCATTATAATTAACTATAACTAAGTTATAGTTAATTATAATGGGAAAAACATAGCAGCAGTCCTCTCGGAGACTTTTTACCATTATAAATAAGTCCTCCGAAGGTGGGCTTTCCTATGTTTCGACCCCGCCCATTATAATTAACTATAACTAAGTTATAGTTAATTATAATGGGCGGGGTCGAAACATAGCAGAAGCAAGCCCTATCCTATGTTTTTCCCATTATAAATAATTATATTTAAATATAAGTATTTATAATGGGAAAAACATAGGGTTCTTCCCCTCGATGGCCCCTCGCTGGCCAGCCCGGCCAGCGAGGGGCCATCGAGGGGAAAGGCCACCCCCGGCTGCTTCGCAGAAGGGGTGGCCATCGAACAAGAACCCCGGCCTCCTTCTTTCCTTGTTTTTCTCCGCCCCTCCGGTTTAAAACTAAGTATAGCTAGACCCCTTCGGTCTATACTTAGGTTTAAGCCGGAGGACCCTTTCTTTTCTCCCTCCCCTCTACCGCTTCGCTCCCTACGGCTCCGGCTCCGGCTTATAAATAAGTTTAGCTAGACCCCTTCGGTCTAAACTTATTTATAAGCCGGAGCCGGAGGGAACGAAGTGGTAGAGGGGAGAAACTTCCTCGCCCCCTCGTAGGCCTCCTTCGGCGGGCGGCCTCTCCTTGGAAATTCCCTTTTTAATGAACTATAACTTTGTTATAGTTCATTAAAAAGGGAATTTCCAAGGAAGAGCCCCTCTTCCTATGTTTTCTCCTCCCCTCCGGCTTAAACCTAAGTATAGCTAGACCCCTTCGGTCTATACTTAGTTTTAAGGGGAAAAACATAGGAGAGGCCGCAGAAGGGCGGCCTACGAGCCCGGAGGGGTAGAGGAAAAACAAGGACAGGGCGGCCATCGAGCCCCCTCTTCCTATGTTATCCCTCCCCTCTTTCCCTCCGGTCCCTACGGCTCCGGCTCTTCCTCTTACGCTTCGCTCCCTCCGGTCCGGTCCCTACGGCTCCGGCTCCTACCGCCCCTCCGGCTACGGCTCTCCCTTCCTACCCTACGGCTCCTACCCTCCGGTTCTCTCCCCTCTACCACTTCGTTCCCTACGGCTCCGGTCCGGCTACGGCTCCGGCTCCGGCTTAAAATTTTAGACCGAAGGGGTCTAGCTAAAATTTTAAACCGAAGGGGCTATATGGCCCCTATATGGCCGGGGGGTGGCCATATAACCCGCCCTTCTTCCGGGTTATATGGCCACCCCCCGGCCATATAGGGGCCCGGGGGTGGAGAAAACATAGCCGGACAGAACCGGAGCCGGAGCCGTAGCCGGACCGGAGCCGTAGGGAACGAAGTGGTAGAGGGGAGAGAACCGGAGGGTAGGAGCCGTAGGGTAGGAAGGGAGAGCCGGAGCCGTAGCCGTAGCCGGACCGGAGCCGTAGGGAACGAAGTGGTAGAGGGGAGAGAACCGGAGGGTAGGAGCCGTAGCCGGAGGGGCGGAACGAAGTGGTAGAGGGGAAGGAAGGGCCTCCTTCGGGTTCGATGTCCACCCCGGCCATATAGGGGCGGGCGGCCATCGAGCCCTTCTGCGGCCTTTCAGAGCACCGTAGGGAACCGCTTCCTCTTTCCCTCCGGCTCCTACCCAAGCACCGGTGAGGTCCGGTTTCCCATTATAAATAAGTTTAGCTAGACCCCTACGGTCTAAACTTATTTATAATGGGAAACCGAAGGGGTTCGTAGGCCACCCCCTCGATGGCCGCAGAAGGGGGGCCCCCAGCCCCAACTTGGGGCTGGGGGCCCACGAGCGGCCATCGAGCCCTTCTGCGGCCTTTCCTATGTTTTTCCCATTATAAATAAGTTTAGCTAGACCCCTACGGTCTAAACTTATTTATAATGGGAAAAACATAGAGAGAGGGGAAAGCGGTGCTTGGAAGAGGGGAAAGAACTGCTGAGGTCTAACTAAACTTATTTATAATGGTAAAAATTCTCTTCTTCTGCTATGTTTTTCCCATTAGAATTAACTATAACTTAGTTATAGTTAATTCTAATGGTCGGGGGCCCCTAGCCCCAACTTGGGGCTAGGGGCCCCCGAGGAAAAACCAAGGAAAGCATAGGCGAGCTTGGTTTTTCCCATTAGAACGGATTATATTTGAATATAATCCGTTCTAATGGGAAAAACCAAGGAAAGCCACCAGCAGTTCTGAAACCGCAGTTCTTACCTGCTGTTCTTCAGGGAAAACGGGATTCTTGAAGAACACCCCTTCTATGAAACAAACCAGAAATTTCTTACCGAAGGGTACTGGCTTACTTACTTATAAGAACTATATCTATTAATATAGTTCTTATAAGAAATTTATGAAACATTCTAATTAACTATAACTTAGTTATAGTTTATTAGAATAGGGGCTGTCCCCTCGCTGGCCGGGGTGGCCAGCGAACCCTTGGTTTTTCCCATTATAATTAACTATAACTTAGTTATAGGTAATTATAATGGGAAAAACCAAGGAAAGAAGCAGCCGGTTTCCTCTTCTGCTATAAAACTTACATAAGAGTGAACGGGCTAGATCTTCTAGTACCCTTCGGTCTTACTCTTTGTTTCATAGCGGAATAGCGGCTTTCCCCTCTCTCTATGTTTTTCCTCGGGGGCCCCTAGCCCCAAGTTGGGGCTAGGGGCCCCCAACCCTTAAAACTAAGTTTAGACCGAAGGGGTCTAGCTAAACTTAGTTTTAAGCCGGAGCTCGGGGGCTCGGGGGCCCCCAGCCCCAAGTTGGGGCAGGGGCCCCCAACCCCAGCCCATAGTATGGGCTGGGGTCCCCGACCGAAGCCGTAGGGACCGGAGGGAAAGAGCCGGAGGGAAGGAGGGGAGAAAACATAGCCGGACCGAACCGAAGCCGTAGCCGTACCGGAGCCGGAGGGAACGAAGTGGTAGAGCCGGAGGGTAGGAGGCCGAAGGGTAGCAGAAAGAGAGAGCCGGAGCCGTAGCCGTACCGGACCGGAGCCGGAGGGAACGAAGTGGTAGAGGGGAGAGGAGCCGAAGGGTAGCAGAAAGAGAGAGCCGGAGGGAAGGAGGGGAGGGGAGAGCCGGAGCCGGAGCCGTAGGGACCGGACCGGAGGGAGCGAAGCGTAAGAGGAAGAGCCGGAGCCGTAGGGAACGAAGTGGTAGAGGGGAGGGAAGGAAGGGCCGGGGGGGGGGTCATCGAACCCTTGGTTTGTCCCTTCCTTGTTTTTTTCCATTATAAATAAGTTTAGTCTAACTAAACTTATTTATAATGGAAAAAACAAGGAAGGGAAAAACCAAGAAAAGCCCTATTCTAATTAACTATAACTAAGTTATACTTATAAGGGTGCTCCTAGAAAACTTACATAAGAGAGAAAATTTTGAAAGGAGCACCCTTATAAGTTAAGTAAGTCTAACTAAACTTATAAGGGTGCTCCTAAGAAAGATCGAGTAGCAGTTCTTGCTCTTTAAAGGAGACTCCTTTGTTTCCTACATTAATAAACCTATAAGTTTATTAATGTACGAAACAAAGGGAAACCGGTTGCTCCGCACCGGTGTTCTTTTTAAGGAGCAACCGGCGGCGAAGCAGCCGGCCGGCTGCTTCGCCGCCGGGGCGGAGCACCCGGCGGGTGCTCCGCCCCGCCGGCTGTCCTTGGTTTTTCCCATTATAATTAACTATAACTAAGTTATAGTTAATTATAATGGGAAAAACCAAGAAAAGAAGCAGCCGGCTGTCCTTGGTTTTTCCCATTATAATTAACTATAACTAAGTTATAGTTAATTATAATGGGAAAAACCAAGAAAAGAAGCAGCCGGCTGTCCTTGGTTTTTCCCATTATAATTAACTATAACTAAGTTATAGTTAATTATAATGGGAAAAACCAAGGACAGCCGGTTGCTCCGCAGAACACCGGCTGCTTTTAACGGAAACCGCCGGGGCGGAGCACCCGGCGGGTGCTCCGCACAAGAAGACCGGTGTTCTGCGGAGCAACCGGCGGTTGCTCCGCACAAGAAGACCGGTGTTCGAGAGGAGCAACTTTAAGGCGGCTCTTCTTCTGCTGCAGCCTAAAATAGGCTGCAGCAGAAGAAGAGCCGCCTTAAAGTTGCTCCGCCTCTAAGAAGAAAACCGGTGTTCGAAAGGAGCAACCGGTTGCAAGAACCGCAAGAACTTTAAGGCGGCTCTTCGTGCTACGTTTTCCTATTAAGTTTAGTTATACTAAACTAATTTTTAATAAGAAAGCGGAGCACCTTACTTTGTTTTACAGCAGGACAAAGGGGTCGGGGGCCCCAGCCCCAACTTGGGGCTGGGGCCCCCGAGCTCCCTTTTCGTAGTGCGGGCGTTCCTCCTGCTGTTCTTCTTATTAAGAACAGCAGGGGGAGCAAAGGGTATTCCTCCTTAAAGCTGGTTCTTCTGCCAGAGGCTCTGGGATAGGTAAACCGGGAAACCGGGGGTTCTTGAAGAACACCCTTACCTATTCTAATTAACTATACCTAAGTATAGTTAATTAGAATAGGTAAGGGTGTTCTTCAAGAACCCCCGCCTTTAAGTCTCGCCCCTTAGAGTCTGGAGACCTTTTTGTTTCATAGGAGCACCCAGTATAACTAATTAGATTCTTATAAGTAAGTAAGTAAGTAAGTAAGTAAGTAAGTAAGTAAGTAAGATATAATGGGCTTCCCCCTTTCAGTCTAGGGAAAGGCTCCCCACCTTTTCTTCTTATAAATAAGTTTAGTTATTCTAAACTTATTTATAAGAAGAAAAGGGGGAGCCTTTCCCTACATACGCAAGATCTGCTGGTTACCTTAACCCTTCGGTCCCCCGGCGGCTGCTGCCATACAAGGCAGGGGCCCTGTACCCTTTCATTCCTTACTGAAAGGAAAGAGCCGAAGGGAAAGAGGTCCTGTTCCAATGAAACAAAGGGAGGCCCAGCAGCCCGAACCCTTATAAGTTTAGTAGAACTAAACTTATAATGAGTCGGGGTGCCCCCCCTTTTAAGCAGCAAGGGTGCCCCCTTTAAAAATAGAAGAAGGAGTTCTTCTGTCCCCTCGCTGAAGCAGCCGGGGCTCGATGGCCGCCCGCCGAAGGAGGCCGGGGGTGGCCAGCGAACCCTTGGTTTTTCCTCGGGGGCCCCTAGCCCCAAGTTGGGGCTAGGGGCCCCCGAGGAAAAACCAAGGGTTCGCTGGCCACCCCCGGCCTCCTTCGGCGGGCGGCCATCGAGCCCCGGCTGCTTCAGCGAGGGGACAGAAGCAGCCGGTGCGGAGCAACCGGTTGCTCCGCACCGGCCTACTCTTAAAAACATAAGAGTGGGGCCACCGAAAGCAAGGCCAGAGAACGAAGGGGCTGCTGCAGACAAGGAAGGGGTTCTTCTTGGGGCCAAAACTTCTCTTTTTGTTTGGAGCACCCTTATAAGTATAGCTTAGTTATAGTTAATTAGAATAGGGCTTTCCCCTCTTCCTATGTTTTCTCCCTCCCCTCTTACACTTCGTTCCCTACGGCTCCGGCTCCGGCTTAGAATTAACTATAACAAAGTTATAGTTAATTATAATGGGAAAAACATAGGAGAGGCCGGGGCTCGATGGCCGCCCCTTCTGCGAAGCAGCCGGGGGTGGCCATCGAACCCTATGTTTTTCCCATTATAATTAACTATAACTAAGTTATAGTTAATTATAATGGGAAAAACCTAGGAAAGCCGGTCCAAGAACGCCTAGAAAACTTACATAAGAGTAAAGAATACTAGAAGTTTTTCGCTCGTACTAGCCCCTTCTTTCCTTGTTTTTTCCCTTCCCCTCGTAAAAGAAGCCGGGGCTCGATGGCCGCCCTCTCTGTAGGTTTTTCCTATTTAAACGGATTATAGTTGAATATAATCCGTTTAAATATGAAAAACCAAGGGTTCGCTGGCCACCCCCGGCCTCCTTCGGGTTCGATGGCCACCCCGGCCCGGGGCGGGCGGCCCTTCCTTCCTTCTACCCTCCGGCTCTCCCTCCCCTACCCTACGGTCCCTTCCTTCCCTCCGGTCCGGCTCTACCACTTCGTTCCCTACGGCTACGGCTACGGCTCCGGCTCCGGTCCGGTCCGGCTCTCCCCTCCTCTCCCTTCTACCCTCCGGCTACCCTCCGGTCCGGTCCGGCTCTCTAGCTTCGCCTCCTCCCCTTCGGTACGGCTCCGGCTCCGGTCCGGTACGGCTCTACCCTACGGTCCTCTCCTCCGGTCCGGCTATGTTTTCTCCCCTCCTTCCCTCCGGCTCTTTCCCTCCGGTCCCTACGGCTCCGGTCGGGGGCCCCAGCCCATACTATGGGCTGGGGTTGGGGGCCCCTGCCCCAACTTGGGGCTGGGGGCCCCCGAGCCCCCGAGCTCCGGCTTAAAACTAAGTATAGCTAGACCCCTTCGGTCTAAACTTAGTTTTAAGGGGAAAAACCAAGGAAGAGCAAGAACCGGTCGGGGGCCCCAGCCCATACTTGGGGCTGGGGCCCCCGAGCCTCTCCTATGTTTTCCTCTACCCCTCCGGTCCCTCCGGCTTAAAACTAAGTTTAGACCGAAGGGGTCTAGCTATACTTAGGTTTAAGCCGGAGGGACCGGAGGGGTAGAGGAAAACATAGGAAGAGGGGAAAGAAGGAGGCCGGGGCTCGATGGCCGCCCCTTCTGCGGCCTCTCCTCCGCTTTCCCCTCGTAGGCCGGGGTGGCCTACGAGGGGAAAGCTCCTTCGGCAGGAAGAGGGGGTTGTCCTACGAACCCTTTTCCCATTATAAATAAGTTTAGTCTAACTAAACTTATTTATAATGGGAAAAACCAAGAAGAACAGCAGTTCTGCCCCTCGTAGGCCGCAGAACGGCGGTCGGGGGCCCCAGCCTTGGGGCTGGGGCCCCCGAGCCCTTCCTTCCTTCCTTCTCTCCTTCCCTACGGTCCGGCTACCCTTCGGTCCGGCTCTCCCTCCCCTCCTCTCCTTCCCTCCGGTCCGGCTCTACCACTTCGTTCCCTACGGCTACGGCTACGGCTTCGGCTTCGGTCCGGTCCGGCCTTCCTCCCCTCTCTAGCTTCGCCTCCTCCCCTTCGGTACGGCTACGGCTCCGGCTTCCCTCCGGTTCGGTTCGGTCCGGCTTGGAAAGATCCATTTAAATGAACTATAACTTAGTAGGTTATAGTTCATTTAAATGGATCTTTCCCCTCGTAGGTCGGGGGCTCGGGGGCCCCTGCCCCAAGTTGGGGCAGGGGCCCCAAACCCCAGCCTTGGGGCTGGGGTTTGGGGCCCCTGCCCCAACTTGGGGCAGGGGCCCCCGAGCCCCCGAGCCGCAGAAGGGCGGCCTACGAGCCCAAGGAAGAGCCCGAAGGAGCTTTCCCTCCGGGCTCGTAGGCCGCCCTTCTGCGGCCTACGAGGCATAAGGCTTTCCTTGTTTTTTCCCTTTATAATTAATTATAAGTTCCTTATAATTATTTATAAAGGGAAAAAACAAGGGTTCGCTGGCCCCTCGATGGCCGGGGTGGCCATCGAACCCACCCCCTCGATGGCCGCAGAAGGGGCGGCCATATAGCCCCGGGTTCGATGGCCACCCCGGCCATCGAGGGGCCAGCGAGGGGTCCGAAGGGAGAATTTTTACCATTATAAATAAGTATAGCTAGACCCCTTCGGTCTATACTTATTTATAATGGTAAAAATTCCTAGCCCATTATAATTAACTATAACTTAATAAGTTATAGTTAATTATGTCCTTGGTTTTTCCCATTATAAATAAGTTTAGTCTAACTAAACTTATTTATAATGGGAAAAGGGTACGTAGGCCACCCCCGGCCGCAGAAGGGGCGGCCATCGAGCCCTTCTGCGGCCTTTCAGAGCACCGTAGGGAACCTCTTTCCCTCCGGTTTCCCATTATAATTAACTATAACTTTGTTATAGTTAATTATAAGGGGAAAAACCAAGGGTGGCCACCCCCGGCCGCAGAAGGGGCGGCCATCGAGCCCCGGCCATCGAGGGGAAGAGGGGAAGGGAAAGGAATTTTTACCATTATAAAAATATAAGTCCAGCATAGAGAAGTTCTTGCACCGGCTTCGGTCTAACTAAACTTATTTATAATGGTAAAAATTCTCCTTTAAAGGCGGCAGTTCTGAGAACTGCTGCTAGGTTTCGACCCCGCCCATTATAATTAACTATAACTTAGTTATAGTTAATTACAATGGGCGGGGTCGAAACATAGGAAAGCCTCCTTTAAAGCATCGGCGGACTTATTTATAATGGTAAAAATTATCCCTTCGGGGTTCGATGGCTCGGGGGCCCCAAGGCTGGGGCTCTCTCTTGGTTTTTCCCCTTAAAACTAAGTATAGACCGAAGGGGTCTAGCTATACTTAGTTTTAAGGGGAAAAACCAAGGACGGGCCCCCAGCCCCAAGTATGGGCTGGGGGCCCCCAACCCCCGACCACCCCTTCTGCTGGGTTCGATGACCACCCCTATATGGCCTCCTTCTGTCCTTGGTTTTTCCCCTTAAACCTAAGTATAGACCGAAGGGGTCTAGCTATACTTAGTTTTAAACCGGAGGGGTGGAGAAAAACAAGGACAGGGCGGCCATCGAGCCTGCTTCAGCGAGGGGTCGGGGTTGGGGGCCCCCAGCCCATACTTGGGGCTGGGGGCCCGTCCTTGGTTTTTCCCCTTAAAACTAAGTATAGCTAGACCCCTTCGGTCTATACTTAGTTTTAAGGGGAAAAACCAAGAGAGAGCCCCAGCCTTGGGGCCCCCTAGCCATCGAAGGGGCTCTTCCCCTCTTCCCCTCGATGGCCGGGGCTCGATGGCCGCCCCTTATGCGGCCGGGGGTGGCCACCCTTGGTTTTTCCCCATATAATTAACTATAACAAAGTTATAGTTAATTATAATGGGAAACCGGAGGGAAAGCGGTTCCCTACGGTGCTCTGAAAGGCCGCAGAAGGGCTCGATGGCCGCCCCTTCTGCGGCCATCGAGGGGGTAGCCTACGAGGGGAAAAAACCAAGAACAGGCCTTTCTTCTGCAAGAACAGCTCTCCCTACCCTCCGGTTCGGTCTCCCATTATAATTAACTATAACTTAGTTATAGTTAATTATAAGGGAAAAACCAAGGAAGAGGCAGCAGTACTGCTGCTTGGTTTTTCCCATTATAATTAACTATAACTTAGTTATAGTTAATTATAAATGGAAACCGGAGGGAAAGCGGTGCTTGGAAAGCCCTTATAGGATGGGCCCCTTTCAGCACCCTTAGAATTTTAGTTAGACTAAACTTATAAGGCCAAAATTTTCTCTTTTTGTTTCATAGAAGGGGACCGGTTTCCCTGAAGAACAGCAGGTTCCCAGCATTCTAGTACCCTTCGGTCTTAAAAGGGACCCCCCTCCTTTTCTTCTTATAAATAAGTTTAGTTATACTAAACTTATTTATAAGAAGAAAAGGAGGGGGAGCCTTTCCCTACATACGCTCTAGAAGAACCCCTGCTCCGTTGTGGCTAGCGCATTATAATAAATTATAACTTAGTTATAGTTAATTAGAATAGGGAAAATGGGCTCCTTTTTAAGGGTGTTCCACCTCCTTTAAAGCACTTTAAGGCGCGAGAGAATACCTTCAGCTATGAAACTTACATAAGAGTGAAAACGCCACTGAAGATCCACCTTTCCCATTATAACTAATTATATTCTTATTAGTAAGTTATAATGGGCTGCTGTACCCTTTCTTTTTCCTATTCTAATTAACTATACTAAGGTTAATTAGAATATGAAAAAGAAAGGGTCCAGCAGCAGAAGAACCCCTGCACTTACTTATAAGTAAGTAAGACTGAAAGGTCTTCCACCTGCTGCAGACTCTGCAGCAGGTGGAAGACCCTTCGGTCTCTGGCAGAAGAACCAGCAGGAGGAAGACCTTTCAGTCCACTGAAAGGTCTTCCTCCTGCTGCAGGTGCTCCAAACAAAAAGATCCCATAAGGTTTCCTATTCTAACTATACTTAGGTATAGTGAATTCTAATAGGTCGGGGTTCTTATTTGTTAAGAGTAGGCCGCCCTTCTTCTATCCTTAAAGTCCTAAGACCCACCCCTTAGGACTTTAAGGATAGAAGAAGGGCGGCCTACTCTTAACAAATAAGAACCCCTGAAAGGGGTTAGCTGGCTGCTTCTCCTGCCCCCTCTTTTAAGGGCTTTTTTATAGAAGGGCGGCCTACGAGGCAAGAACCCAGAGACCGAAGGGGGTTCTTCTGCTGCAGACAAGGCAGGGTTTTCCTCTTCGAGTAGGCCTTTAACCCTTCCCTCGAGGCAGAAGGGCTGCAGGAATCGCTGCTCCTTTTTAAGAAGCAGCGAGAGTAGGCCGCCCATTAAGACTAAAAGGTGCAAGGAGGGGGCCCACTCTTATGTTCTTATTAAGAGTAGGGCGCCCCTTAAAGCCTACGGAAGGGTCTTCTTTCCTGCCCCTCGTAGAAGAAGCAGGGGCTCGATGGCCGCCCTGTCCTTGTTTTTTCCCTTAAACCTAAGTATAGTATGACTATACTTAGGTTTAAGGGAAAAAACAAGGACAGGGCGGCCATCGAGCCCCGGCTGCTTCATCGAGGGGACAGGCTTCTTCTACGAGGGGGAGAGGTGGCGGCGGTTCTTGAAGAACACCCTCTCCTATTCTAATTAACTATACTGAGGTATAGTTAATGAGAATAGGAAAGGGGAGCCTATATACCCTTATAGTCTTATAAGTAAGTAGACCTTTTTTCCTTTTAAAGGCGGGGAGGGGACCGGATGCCGCAGAAGGAAAAAAGGTCTCCGGTTTCTTATTATAAATAAGTTTAGTATAACTAAACTTAGTTATAATAAAAGGAGGGTTTACCTCTTAAGACCGAAGGGTACTATAAGGCTGGGAACCTGCTGTTCTTCAGGAAAGGGTGTTCTTCAAGAACCTTTTAAAGGTGCTGCGTCTTTCCTTTTCCCATTATAATTAACTATAACCTAATAAGTTATAGTTAATTATAATGGGAAAAGGAAAGAAGCGGGTTCGATGGCTCGGGGGGGGCTCGGGGGCCCCTGCCCCAAGTTGGGGCAGGGGCCCCCAACCCCAGCCTTGGGGCTGGGGCCCCCGAGCCCCAGCCCCAAGGCTGGGGTTGGGGGCCCCTGCCCCAACTTGGGGCAGGGGCCCCCGAGCCCCCGACCACCCCCGGGCCTCCTTCTTTCCTTGTTTTTTCTCGGGGGCTCGGGGGCCCCTAGACCGAAGGCGGCCCCGCCCAGAGTTGGGGCAGGGGCCCCCAACCCCTAGCCCCAAGTTGGGGCTAGGGGCCCCATTAAAACTAAGTATAGCTAGACCCCTTCGTTCTATACTTAGGTATAAGGGAAAAAACAAGGACAGGGCGGCCATATAGCCCCGGGTTCAAAGGCCACCCCGGCCAACGAGGGGCCCTTCCTTCTACCCTCCGGCTACCCTTCGGTCCGGCTATGTTTTCTCCCTCCCCTCTTACGCTTCGCTCCCTACGGCTCCGGCTCCGGCTTAAAACTAAGTTTAGACCGAAGGGGTCTAGCTAAACTTAGGTTTAAGCCGGAGCCGGAGCCGTAGGGAGCGAAGCGTAAGAGGGGAGGGAGAAAACATAGGAAGAGGGGAAGAGCAACCGGCTGCTTTGCGCCCGTTTCCCTTGATGCTCTTGCCTTTGTTTCCTATACTAATTAACCTATAAGTTAATTAGTATAGGAAACAAAGGAAAGAGATAGGGTGCTCCGTTTCGTAGTTAACTTATTAATAAGTATAGTTAATTATCATACGAAACAAAGTAAAGACCTATAAAGAAAATAATTTATAATAAGAAACCTTTTAAGGAAAATAACTTACTTATAAGTAAGTTAGTAAGTAGTTTCGTATTTTAAGTATACCTATAAGTAAGTAGACTAAATTTAAATACGAAACTTCAGAAAGACAACGAAGTTGCGTATGACCGCTTTTATTTCCCTGCTCATTCTTAACTTTCCACATAGGCGGCAAAGTAGACGGTTTTGTTCTTTTTTCTCTTACCTATTCCTTTTTATTTTAAATTTTTATTAGTTTTTCTTAAAGATTTATTTTGCGTTATTAAAAAAAAAGATTTGTAAAAAAAAAAGAAAATACTAAAATATAGACATATGTTTCTTTTACTGGAAAGGTGGCAGAGTGGTTAATTGCACCAATTTTGAAAATTGGCGTGGCTTTGCGGTCACCGTGGGTTCGAATCCCTCCCTTTCCGAATAATGAAATTATTTATATAAATAAAAAAGAAGAATTTTTACTTTTTTTTAGAAGTATTTATGTAAATATTCAAAGGGTCTCCCTTTTGCTATAAAAAAATAAGAACAAAGGTTTTGTTCTTTGTTGAAGTAGAACAAAGTTGTTTTAAGCCTTAATAAGAGCAGCAAAGAAGTCCTTCTGCTTGAATAAGCTGTACGGAGCTATTGACTGTCGGCCTTCTTCCGTCCTTGGTTTTTCGGCCCCTAGCCCCAAGTTGGGGCTTTCCTTGGTTTTTCCCCTTAAACCTAAGTATAGTCAGACTATACTTAGGTTTAAGGGGAAAAACCAAGGACGGGCCCCCGACCATTATAATTAACTATAACTTAGTTATAGTTAATTATAATGGGCTTTCCCCTCTCTCCTTCCCTCCGGTTCTTCCTTGGGCTCGTAGGCCGCCCTGCTGCGGCCTACGAGCCCAAGGAGAGGCTCGGGGGCCCCAGCCTTGGGGCTGGGGCTCGGGGGCCCCAGCCCCAAGGCTGGGGCCCCCCGACCGCAGAAGGGCGGCCTACGAGACTGAAAGGTCCAGAGCACCGCTTTCCCCTCGTAGAAGCAGGTGGCCTCTCCTTGGGCTCGTAGGCCGCCCCGGCCTACGAGGGGAAAGATCCATTTAAATGAACTATAACTTTGTTATAGTTCATTTAAATGGATCTTTCCCCTCGTAGGCCGGGGCGGCCTACGAGCCCAAGGAAGAACCCCTCCGGCGAGGAAGTTTTACCATTATAAATAAGTATAGTCTGACTATACTTATTTATAATGGTAAAACTTCCTAGCCCATTATAAATAAGTTTAGCTAGACCCCTTCGGTCTAAACTTATTTATAATGGGAAACCGGAGGGAAATCGGAGGAAAGGCTTAAAGGGGCTCGATGGACGCCCGCCCCTTCGATGGCCAGCAGAAGGGGTGGCCATCGAACCCCCGGGCCGGGGTGGCCATCGAACCCGAAGGAGTCCCTTCCTTCCCCTCCCCTCTTTCCCTCCGGTCCCTACGGCTCCGGCTCTTACGCTCTGCTACCCTTCGGTCCCTACGGCTCCGGCTCTTACGCTCTGCTACCCTTCGGTCCCTACGGCTACGGCTCCGGCTCTCCTTCCCTCCGGTCCGGTCCGGCTATGTTTTCTCCACCCCTACCCTACGGCTCTCTCTATGTTTTTCCCATTAAAAATAAGTTTAGACCCCTTCGGTCTAAACTTATTTTTAATGGGAAAAACATAGCCGGACCGAAGGGAAGGAGTGTAGGGCCCCTCGTTGGCCGGGGTGGCCTTCGAACCCGGGGGCTCGTTGGCCGCCCTTCTTCCGAAGCAGCCAACGAGGGGCGGCCATATAGCCCCTTCGGTTTAAAATTTTAGCTAGACCCCTTCGGTCTAAAATTTTAAGCCGGACTGGAGCCGGAGCCGTACCGGACCGGACCGGAGGGTAGGAGAGAGGCTCGGGGGCCCCAGCCCCAAGGCTGGGGTTGGGGGCCCCTGCCCCAACTTGGGGCTGGGGGCCCCCGAGCCCCCGACCGCCGTAGGGGAAAGGGTAGCAGAGCGTAAGAGGCCGAAGGGTAGCAGAAAGAGAGAGCCGGAGCCGTAGGGACCGGAGGGAAAGAGGGGAGGGTAGAAAACATAGAGAGAGCCGTAGGGTAGGGGCTCGATGGCCGCCCTGTCCTTGTTTTTTCCCTTAAACCTAAGTATAATCTGACTATACTTAGGTTTAAGGGAAAAAACAAGGACAGGGCTATATGGCCGCCCTGTCCTTGTTTTTTCTCGGGGGCCCCTAGCCCCAACTTGGGGCTAGGGGCCCCCGAGAAAAAACAAGGAAAGAAGGAGGCCATCGAGGGGGTGGCCACCCTATGTTTTTCCCATTATAAATAAGTTTAGACCGAAGGGGTCTAGCTAAACTTATTTATAATGGGAAAAACATAGGAAAGGCCGCCCTTCTGCGGTCGGGGGCCCCAGCCCATACTATGGGCTGGGGCCCCCGAGCCTTTCCTATGTTTTTCCCGTTATAATTAACTATAACTTTGTTATAGTTAATTATAAGCCGGAGCCGGAGCCGTAGGGACCGGAGGGAAAGAGCCGGAGGGAAGGAGGGGAGAAAAACAAGGAAGAGGGGAAAAGGACGGAATTTTTACCATTATAAATAAGTCCAGTATCCTTCGGTCTGACTAAACTTATTTATAATGGTAAAAATTATCCCGGGGGAACCCTCGTAGAAGCAGGCTCGATGGCCGCCCGCCCCTATATGGCCGGGGTGGTCGGGGGTTGGGGCCCCCAGCCCATACTATGGACTGGGGGCCCCCGAGCCCCAGCCTTGGGGCTGGGGTTGGGGGCCCCTGCCCCAACTATGGGCTGGGGGCCCCCGAGCCCGTCCTTGTTTTTTCCCCTTAAAACTAAGTATAGTCAGACTATACTTAGTTTTAAGGGGAAAAAACAAGGAAGAGCCATCGAACCCGAAGGAGGCCATCGAGGGGGAAGAACCCTAGGTTTTTCCCATTATAATTAATTATATTTAAATATAATTAATTATAATGGGAAAAACCTAGGGTTCGATGGCCACCCCGGCCATATAGGGGAAAGCCGGTGCTCTGGGACCTTTCAGTCTCGTAGGCCACCCCCTATATGGCCGGAAGAAGGGCGGCCATCGAGCCCCGGCTTCTTCTACGAGGGGAAAGCGGAGGAAGAGAAGAACCCCCACTGAAAGGGTCGAGTCTCAGCAGAAAAGCCGCAGAAGGGGGCGGCTTTTCTGCTGAGATACGAGAAGAACCCCTGGACTTATATTTTTATAATGGTAAAAATTCCTTTCCCTTTATAATTAACTATAACTTAGTTATCGTTAATTATAATGGGAAAAACATAGGGTGGCCACCCCCTCGATGGCCTCCTTCAGAGGGCGGCCATATAGCCCTGTCCTTGGTTTTTCCCCTTAAACCTAAGTATAGTCTAACTATACTTAGTTTTAAGGGTTGGGGGCCCCTAGCCCCAACTTGGGGCTAGGGGCCCCCGAGGAAAAAACAAGGAAAGAAGGAGGCTCGGGGGCCCCAGCCCCAAGTTGGGGCTGGGGCCCCCGACCTCCTTCTTTCCTTGTTTTTCTCCGCCCCTCCGGTTTATAAGTATAGTCAGACTCTACTTAGGTTTAAGAGGAAAAACCAAGGACAGGGCGGCCATCGAGCCCCTTCGATGGCCAGCAGAAGGGGGTGGCCCTCGAACCCGCCGAAGGAGGGTTCGATGGCCACCCCGGCTGCTTCAGCGAGGGGCCATCGAGGGGAAGAGCCCCATTTAAACGGATTATATTCAAATATAATCCGTTTAAATAGGAAAAACCAAGGGTTCTTCCCTATTTTTTCCCATTATAATTAACTATAACAAAGTTATAGTTAATTATAAACCGAAGCCGTAGGGACCGGACCGGAGGGACCGAAGGGTAGAAGAGCGTAAGAGGAAGAGCCGTAGCCGTAGGGACCGGAGGGAAAGAGCCGGAGCCGTAGGGAGCGAAGCGGAAGAGGGGAGGGAAAACATAGGAAAGGCCACCCCCCCTCGATGGCCTCCTTCTTTCCTTGGTTTTCCTCTACCCCTCCGGTCCCTCCGGCTTAAAACTAAGTATAGCTAGACCCCTTCGGTCTATACTTAGGTTTAAGCCGGAGGGACCGGAGGGGTAGAGGAAAACCAAGGACAGGGCGGCCATATAGCCCCCTCTCTCCTTCCCTCCGGCTCGTAGAAGCAGCCGCAAAAGGGCGGCCTACGAGACTGAAAGGTCCAGAGCACCGCTTTCCCCTCTTAGAAGCAGCAGGGGTGGCCTACGAACCCCTCCGGTTTCCCATTATAAATAAGTCCAGTATCCTTCGGTCTGACTAAACTTATTTATAATGGGCTAGGAAGTTTTACCATTATAAATAAGTATAGTCAGACTATACTTATTTATAATGGTAAAACTTCCTCGCCGGAGGGGTTCGTAGGCCACCCCTGCTGCTTCTACGAGGGGAAAGCGTAAGAGAGGCCGAAGAAGGGGCGTCCATCGAGCCCCTTTAAGACTTTCCTCCGCTTTCCCCTCGTAGAAGCAGCAGGGGTGGCCTACGAGGGGAAAGCGGTGCTCTGGACCTTTCAGTCTCGTAGGCCGCCCTTCTGCGGCTGCTTCTACGAGCCGGAGGGAAGGAGAGAGGGGAAAGCCCATTATAATTAACTATAACTTATTAGGTTATAGTTAATTATAATGGGAAAAAACAAGGAAAGGCTCGGGGGCCCCAGCCCATAGTATGGGCTGGGGCCCCCGACCGCCCTTCTGCTCACAGAAGAACTGCGGCTTCTTCTACGAGGCAGTTCTTCCTCCTTTAAAAGGCTTTCCCCTCTTCCTATGTTTTTCCCCTTATAATTAACTATAACTTATTAAGTTATAGTTAATTATAATGGGAAAAAAATAGCCGGACCGAAGGGAAGGAGAGAAGGGCAGGGGCTATATGGCCGCCCTGTCCTTGGTTTTCCTCTACCCCTCCGGTCCCTCCGGCTTAAACTTAAGTATAGACCGAAGGGGTCTAGCTATACTTAGTTTTAAGCCGGAGGGACCGGAGGGGTAGAGGAAAACCAAGGAAAGAAGGAGGCCATATAGGGGGCGGCTATCGAACCTTTGGTTTTTCCCATTATAATTAACTATAACTTAATAAGTTATAGTTAATTATAATGGGAAATTTTACCATTCTATATAAGTTTAGTTAGACCGAAGGATCTTTCCTTGGTTTTTCCCATTATAATTAACTATAACTAAGTTATAGTTAATTATAATGGGAAAACCAAGGACGGACTTATTTATAATGGTAAAAATTCTCCTCTTCTGCGGCAGTTCTGAGGGCCTTTAATCGATAACTGCTGCTATGTTTCGACCCCGCCCATTAGAACGGATTATATTCAAATATAATCCGTTCTAATGGGAAAAACCAAGGGTTCGATGGCCACCCCCTATATGGCCTCCTTCTTTCCTTGGTTTTCCTCTACCCCTCCGGTCCCTCCGGCTTAAAACTAAGTATAGCTAGACCCCTTCGGTCTATACTTTGGTTTTAGCCGGAGGGACCGGAGGGGTAGAGGAAAACCAAGGACAGGGCGGCCATATAGCCCCGGCCCTTCTCTCCTTCCCTTCGGTCCGGCTATTTTTTTCCCATTAAAACTAAGTTTAGCTAGACCCCTTCGGTCTAAACTTAGTTTTAATGGGAAAAACATAGGAAGAGGGGTAAGCCCTTCTGCCACTGAAAGGGTCGAGTCTCATAAGCCGCAGTTCTGAGGGGCTAGTACGAGCCCCTTCGGTCTAACTAAACTTAGTTATAATGGTAAAAATAACTTTCCCATTATAATTAACTATAACTTATTAAGTTATAGTTAATTATAATGGGAAAGGAAAGCCCTGCTGTTCTTCTGCGAAGGAAGAAGGAGGGAACCAGCAGCTTAAAGGCAGAAGAAACCGCGGTTCTTGCAACCGGTTGCAAGAACCGCGGTTCTTCTTCCTTGGTTTTTCCCTTCCCCTCGTAGAAGCAGGCTCGATGGCCGCCCTGTCCTTGTTTTTTCGGCCCCTAGCCCCAAGTCTGGGACCCTTCGGTCTAGGGGCCCCCTTAAACCTAAGTATAGACCGAAGGGGTCTAGCTATACTTAGGTTTAAGGGGGCCCCTAGACCGAAGGGTCCCAGACTTGGGGCTAGGGGCCGAAAAAACAAGGAAAGAAGGAGGCCTCTCCCCTCGATGGCCGGGGCTCGATGGCCGCCCGCCGAAGGAGGCCGGGGGTGGCCACCCTTGGTTTTTCCCATTAAAATGAACTATAGCTAAGTTATAGTTCATTTTAATGGGAAAAACCAAGGAAGGGCTCGATGGCCGCCCTTCTTCCGGCCATATAGGGGGTGGCCACCCTTGGTTTTTCCCATTAAAAATAAGTTTAGTCTAACTAAACTTATTTTTAATGGGAAAAACCAAGGGTGGCCACCCCCTATATGGCCGGAAGAAGGGCGGCCATCGAGCCCCGGCTTCATCGAGGGGACAGGCTTCTTCTACGAGGGGGCGGCCTCTCCTCCGCGTCCCCTCCGGTTTCCCATTATAATTAACTATAACTTAGTTAATTATAATGGGAAACCGGAGGGGAAGCAGAAGAAGAGCCCCCTCGTAGGCCGGAAGAAGGGCGGCCTACGAGCCCCTTCGGTCTAACTAAACTTATTTATAATGGTAAAATTTCCCATTATAATTAACTATACCTTAATAAGTTATAGTTAATTATAATGGGAAAAACCAAGGAAAGACGAACCGGCTGATGAGATCCGAGCCCTGCTTAGAACTGCTCTCCTTCGGGTTCGATGGCCGCTTGGGGGCCCCAGCCCCAAGGCTGGGGCCCCCCCTCGATGGCCTCCTTCGGCGGGCGGCCATCGAGCCCTTCCTTGGTTTTTCCCATTAAAATGAACTATAACTAAGTTATAGTTCATTTTAATGGGAAAAACCAAGGAAGGGCTCGGGGGGGGCCCAGCCTTGGGGCTGGGGCCCCCGAGCGGCCATCGAGCCCCGGCCCTTCCTTCTACCCTCCGGCTCTCCCCTCCCCTCTTACACTTCGTTCCCTCCGGCTCCGGCTCTACCACTTCGTTCCCTACGGCTCCGGCTTCGGTTCGGTCCGGCTATGTTTTCTCCACCCCTCGATGGCCTCCTTCTTTCCTTGTTTTTTCCCCTTAAACCTAAGTATAGTCTGACTATACTTAGTTTTAATGGGAAAAAACAAGGACAGGGCGGCCATCGAGCCCCTTCGGTTTATAATTAACTATAACTTTGTTATAGTTAATTATAAACCGGAGGGACCGGAGGGGTAGAGGAAAACATAGGAAGAGGGGTCGGGGGCCCCAGCCCCAACTTGGGGCTGGGGCCCCCGAGCCGGCTTAAAAAATGCCTTCGAGAGAAGGGCGAATAGAACCCTGCTTAGAAGGGGCTTCTGCGTTATAGAAGAGTCCCTACAGCGCTCATGAAAATGCTTTTGTTTACGCGATTCAACTCTTAAGGGGAAATTCCTGCTTTAGTAAGAACATTAGCCAAGCTTTAGCTCTTATTAATTTAATGAAAACGTTGTCTTTTTTGGTTTCAATCAGAGAAACCCAACATCTAAGATTATACATAGATTAACTATAATAGATGAAAAGGTTTCTATGCTTACCCCTCGAAAAAGAAGGGCTTCTGCCCCTTTTAACGGTTCGGGAACAATTATCTACTCAGTTTATTACTACTTAGAAAATAAACTTAGCATGTCCTTATTTTATTTAAACCCTCTATTTTACGCAAGCTAATAAAGGTACACCTATTACATGCGACTGGTTTGCGTTGTAATGAAACGCGTCTGTTTACTCATAATGACTTGTATATCTTAGCATAGCAGTTCTTGCTTAATAAGAGTTTTTCATAAGAGCAGAAACACCTTAGAACGCTTGTTATTAGCCAAAAAAACGCTGTCTTCTCTTATTAGGTTCTTGCTCTTCCCCTCGTAGGTCGGGGGCCCCAGCCCCAACTTGGGGCTGGGGCCCCCGAGCCGCAGAAGGGCGGCCTACGAGGGGAAAGCAGAAGCCGGCTGCTTCTGTCCAAGCACCGCTTCCTCTTTCCCTCCGGTCCCTTCGGTCCGGTTTCCCATTATAATTCACTATAACTTAGTTATAGTGAATTATAATGGGAAACCGGACCGAAGGGACCGGAGGGAAAGAGGAAGCGGTGCTTGGACAGCCCATTAAGACCTAACAAATAAGAGGGGGCTTCTGCCAAAAGAGCATCGGCGTTTAAAGAAGAACAGCCGCTTCCCCTTTAACTATTTTGCTTTATTGACTATTATTCTATTCGGGAAAAGGCAAAGGGAAGCTTGACGACTTACCTTCTTAACTTAATAAGACGCTTTTTGGTTTAACTCTAAAACCCACTCGCTAAATATTCGAAAACCGCTGTTAATTTAACTATTAAAGAGGGCTTCTTTGGGTTCTTCTTAAAAGAAGAGCACCCCCGAAAGAAAGAGAGAACCTTTCCTTTTCCGACAGACTTCGAAAAGGGAAATCTTCCTTTCGTTACTAATCTCTCCCAAGCACCGGCGTTTAAGCCGAAGAGCAGCTTAAAGGTGCTGCTTTCCTTTTCCCATTATAATTAACTATAACTTAGTTATAGTTAATTATAATGGGAAAAGGAAAGACGCAGCACCGGCTGCTTTAAACGCCGCGCGCCGGTGCTTGGAGCCGAAAAGGGAGGGGGCTGCTTCGCTGCCCCCCGTAGGAGGCTGCTTCGCTGCCCCCCGTAGGAGGCTGATGAGACCCTTTCAGTGGGAAAAAGCAAGAACCTTTCATTTTTTTTATTACTAGAAGCACGCGGTTTCGCTTAAAGAAGGAAGAAGGAGAGCAGTACTTCCTTATAAGAGAGCCCCTTCTTTAATGCCTTAATTGCTAGTACGAGAAGAACCCCTTCTTACTTTCCCTTCTTATTAAACATGAGATCCTATAAAAGACGCCCCTTCTGCGGGTTTGCAGTTCTCTTTGTTGGCTGCTTTAAACGCCGAAGAACTGCTGGCAGAAGAAAAGCTTTCCTATGTTTTCCTCCCCTCTTACGCTTCGCTCCCTACGGCTCCGGTTCCTTCGGTTCCTTTTCCCATTATAAATAAGTTTAGCTAGACCCCTTCGGTCTAAACTTATTTATAATGGGAAAAGGAACCGAAGGAACCGGAGCCGTAGGGAGCGAAGCGTAAGAGGGGAGGAAAACATAGGAAAGAAGAACCCCTTTCTCTTATTAAGAGCAGTTCTCCTTCTTCTTCCTTCTAATATCCTCCCTAGAAGGGTAGCAAGAACCACTCTTTCTTATAAGTAAGTAGGAGCAGGATTCTTCCTTCCGAAGGGTACTGGCTTACTTATAAGTAAGAGTTTCCCGGTAACAGTCCTTTAAAAAGAGAACCACTCTTTCTCTTATTATAGGAGCACGCGGTTTCGCTTAAAGAAGGAAGAAGGAGAGCAGTACTTATAAGAGAGCCCCTTCTTACAAGAACTCCATTCTTATTAAGATCCCTACTATAAGAGACGCCCCTGCCTTCGCTGGATCTCTTAACTTAATAAGAGGCTCCCTTTTCTTTCGTCTCCTTTTAAAGGCTCCTTCTCCCTCTTTCCCCTTCGCAGCAGAACAGCGGCTCCTTCGGCGCGCAGCAAAGCAGCCTCCAAGCACCGGCGCGGATTGCTACTCTTAACAAACAAACCGAAAAGGAAAGAACCGAAGGGTACAGGCCTCAGGAGGGCAAACAAACCGAAGGAGGGCAAAAAACCGAAGGGTACAGGCAAACAACCAAACAAAGGAGGGCAAAACCCCCGAAGAGGGCAAAACCCCCGAAGAGGGCAAAAAAAACGAAGACGGCAAAAACCCCGAAGAGGGCAAAACCCCCGAAGGGTACAGGCAAACAAACAAATAAGAGTGGGCCCTGCTGCCGAGTAGGCTTTAAACCTGAAGGGCCTTTATAGAAGAGTGGGCCCTGCTGCCTCGAAGCATTTTAAAATGAAGGTCGGTCGGGGGCCCCAGCCCATACTTGGGGCTGGGGTTGGGGGCCCCTGCCCCAACTTGGGGCAGGGGTTGGGGCCCCTGCCCCAACTTGGGGCAGGGGCCCCCAAGCCCGTTCTTGGTTTTTCCCATTAAAATGAACTATAACTAAGTTATAGTTCATTTTAATGGGAAAAACCAAGGAAAAGCCCGTTCTTGGTTTTTCCCCCTCGTTGGCCGGGGGCGGCCAACGAGCCCCTTAAAACTAAGTATAGCTAGACCCCTTCGGTCTATACTTAGTTTTAAGGGGAAAACCAAGGAAGAGCCTACTCTTTACAAATAAGAGATAAGAGTGGGCCCCTCTTATTAGGACTTAATGGGTGCCCTTTAAAGAGCCCCCCCTCTTATTTATTAGGACTTAATGGGGCTCCGGCAGAAGAGAGGGCTCGACCTCGAGGGCCTTAATGGCTCGAGGTCGAGTCAGAAGGGCGGCCCTCGAGCCATTAAGGCCCTCGAGGTCGAGCCCTCTCTTCTGCCGGTGCTTGGAGGACCTAATAATATAAGAGGGGGCGCCACTTAAGGGCATAGAGCCCTTTGTCCTGCTCTTCCGCTATGAAACTTACATAAGAGAGAGAATTTTTAAAGCCGGCTGCTTCGAAGGAGAGCACCCTTAGAATTAATTTTAGTCTAACTAAAATTATAAGGATCCTATAAGGGGCCCATCCTCTAAGGGCTTTCCCCTCTTCCTATGTTTTCCTCTACCCCTCCGGCTCCCTTCCCTCTTTCCCTCCGGTCCCTCCGGCTCCGGCTACCCTCCGGTCCGGTCCGGCTTAAACCTAAGTATAGACCGAAGGGGTCTAGCTATACTTAGTTTTAAACCGGAGGGGCTATATGGCCGCTCGGGGGCCCCTAGCCCCAAGTTGGGTCGGGGGCCCCTAGCCCCAACTTGGGGCTAGGGGCCCCCGAGGCTTTCCTTGGTTTTTGGCCCCTAGCCCCAAGTTGGGGCTAGGGGCCCCCCTTAAACCTAAGTATAGCTAGACCCCTTCGGTCTATACTTAGGTTTAAGGGGGGCCCCTAGCCCCAACTTGGGGCTAGGGGCCAAAAACCAAGGACGGGCCCCCCTTCTGCGGCCATATAGGGGGTGGAGAAAACATAGCCGGACCGGACCGAAGGGAACGAAGTGGTAGAGGAGCCGGAGGGTAGAAGGAAGGGCCGGGGTGGCCATCGAACCCTTGGTTTTTCCCATTATAATTAACTATAACCTAATAAGTTATAGTTAATTATGTCCTCCGCTTCCCCCTCGTAGGCCGGAAGAAGGGCGGCCTACGAGACCCTTCGGTTTCCCATTATAAATAAGTTTAGACCGAAGGGGTCTAGCTAAACTTATTTATAATGGGCTAGGAATTTTTACCATTATAAATAAGTCCAGCCTCTACCCCTCCGGCGAGGAAGTTTTCCCCTTATAAATAAGTATAGTCTGACTAAACTTATTTATAAGGGGAAAACTTCCTAGCTCCGGCTTCGGCTTGACCCCTTCGGTCTAAACTTATTTATAATGGTAAAAATTCTCCCTTCGGACCCCTCGCTGGCCCCTCGATGGCCGGGGTGGCCATCGAACCCGGGGCTCGATGGCCGCCCGCCTAAGGAGGCCATATAGGGGGGTGGCCAGCGAACCCTTGGTTTTTACCATTATAATTAACGATAACTTAGTTAATTATAATGGTAAAAACCAAGGGTTCGCTGGCCACCTGCTTCTACGAGGGGAAAGCCGAACCAAGGCCGGAGGGGCGGAGCGCAGCGTTAGAGGGAGCGGAGGAAGGGAAAGTTTACCATTATAAAAATAAAAGTCTACCCTACGGCTCTCACCCTCTTCTTCTGCTTGCAGAAGGGGCTGTCCAAGCACCGCTTTCCCTACGGTTTCCCATTATAAATAACTATAACTAAGTTATAGTTAATTATAATGGGCTAGGAATTTTTACCATTATAAATAAGTATAGACCGAAGGGGTCTAGCTATACTTATTTATAATGGTAAAAATTCCGTCCTTGTTTTTTCTCGGGGGCCCCTAGCCCCAAGTTGGGGCTAGGGGCCCCCAACCCTTATAAATAATTATAAGGAACTTATAATTAATTATAAAGGGTTGGGGGCCCCTAGCCCCAACTTGGGGCTAGGGGCCCCCGAGAAAAAACAAGGAAAGCCTTCTGCCTCGTAGGCCGCAGAAGGGCGGCCTACGAGCCCGGAGGGAAAGCTCCTTCGGGCTCTTCCTTCGATGGCCACCCCGGCCATCGAAGGGAAAGATCCATTTAAATGAACTATAACCTACTAAGTTATAGTTCATTTAAATGGATCTTTCCAAGCCGGACCGAACCGAACCGGACCGGACCGGACCGTAGGGAAGCCGGAGCCGTAGCCGTACCGGAGCCGAAGGGAACGAAGTGGTAGAGCCGGAGGGTAGGAGGCCGAAGGGTAGCAGAGCGTAAGAGCCGGAGCCGTAGCCGTACCGGACCGGAGCCGGAGGGAACGAAGTGGTAGAGGGGAGAGGAGCCGAAGGGTAGCAGAAAGAGAGAGCCGGAGCCGTAGGGACCGAAGGGTAGCAGAGCGTAAGAGGGGAGGGGAGGGGAGAGCCGGACCGGAGCCGGAGCCGTAGCCGTACCGGAGGGACCGAAGGGTAGCAGAGCTCTGTCGGCCGAAGGGTAGCAGAAAGAGAGAGCCGGAGCCGTACCGGACCGGACCGGAGGGACCGAAGGGTAGCAGAGCGTAAGAGGCTCGGGGGCCCCAGCCCCAAGGCTGGGGCCCCCGACCGAAGGGTAGCAGAAAGAGAGAGGCCGAAGGGTAGCAGAAAGAGAGAGGGGAGGGGAGGGAGAGCCGGACCGGACCGGAGGGTAGCCGGAGCCGTAGCCGTAGGGAGCGAAGCGTAAGAGGGGAGGAAGGGAGAGAAGGAAGGAAGGAAGGGCCGCCCTTCTGCGGCCTACGAGGGGCAGGAAAGAAGCAGCCACCCTGCGGTCGGTCTAACTAAACTTATTTATAATGGTAAACTTTCCCCTCTTTCCCTCCTTTAAAAGAGGAATTTTTAACATTATAAATAAGTTTAGCTAGACCCCTACGGTCTAAACTTATTTATAATGTTAAAAATTCTCCCTTCGGACCCCTCGTATAAGCAGGTGGCCTACGAACCCTTGGTTTTTCCCATTATAAATAATTATATTTAAATATAATTAATTATGTCTGCTGCAAGAACCCGCTCTCCCTACCCTCCGGTTCGGCTTTCCTGCTTCCTCGTAGAATAAGCCGGGGCTCGATGGCCGCCCCTTCTGCGAAGCAGGGCTCGAGGGCCTCCCGCCCCTATATGGCCGGGGTGGCAATCGAACCCGAAGGAGGCCTCCAAGCACCGGAGGGCTCGATGGCCGCTCGGGGGCTCGGGGGCCCCTGCCCCAAGTATGGGCAGGGGCCCCCAACCCCAGCCCCAAGTATGGGCTGGGGCCCCCGACCCTGTCCTTTTTTTTTGGCCCCTAGCCCCAAGTTGGGGCTTCCCCCTTAAACCTAAGTATAGACCGAAGGGGTCTAGCTATACTTAGGTTTAAGGGGGAAGCCCCAACTTGGGGCTAGGGGCCAAAAAACAAGGAAAGAAGGAGGCCCTTCCTTCCTTCCTCCTACCCTCCGGCTCCGGCTTCCCTCCGGTCCGGCTCTCCTTCCCTTCGGTTCGGTCCGGCTTGGTTTTTCCTCGGGGGCCCCTAGCCCCAAGTTGGGGCTAGGGGCCCCCGACCATTAAAATGAACTATAACTTAGTTCTAGTTCATTTTAATGGGAAAAACCAAGGAAGGGCTCGATGGCCGCCCTGTCCTTGTTTTTCTCCTACCCTCCGGCTTAAAACTAAGTATAGACCGAAGGGGTCTAGCTATACTTAGTTTTAAGCCGGAGGGTAGGAGAAAAACAAGGAAAGAAGGAGGCCATATAGGGGGTGGCCTACGAACCCTTGGTTTTTCCTATTTAAACGGATTATATTTAAATATAATTAATTATAATGGTAAAAACCAAGGGTTCTCTCCTTCCCTCCGGCTCGTAGAAGCAGGCTCGATGGCCGCTCGGGGGCTCGGGGGCCCCTGCCCCAAGTTGGGGCAGGGGCCCCCAACCCCAGCCCCAAGGCTGGGGTTGGGGGCCCCTGCCCCAACTTGGGGCAGGGGCCCCCGAGCCCCCGACCCCTTCTGCGAAGCAGCCTCCAAGCACCGGCGGGCTCGATGTCCGCCCGCCGAAGGAGGCCATATAGGGGGTGGCCTTTCCCCTCTTCCTATGTTTTCTCCTCCCCTCCGGCTTAAACCTAAGTATAGTCTGACTATACTTAGTTTTAATGGTTGGGGGCCCCTAGCCCCAACTTGGGGCTAGGGGCCCCCGAGGAAAAACATAGCCGGACCGAACCGAAGGGAAGGAGAGCCGGACCGGAGGGAAGGAGAGAAGGAAGGGCCGGGGTGGCCATCGAGGGGAAGAACCCTTGGTTTTTCCCATTCTAAATAAGTTTAGACCGAAGGGGTCTAGCTAAACTTATTTAGAATGGGCTAGGAATTTTTACCATTATAAATAAGTATAGCTAGACCCCTTCGGTCTATACTTATTTATAATGGTAAAAATTCCGTCCTTTTCCTTTTTAAACGGATTATATTCAAATATAATCCGTTTAAATAGGAAAAGGAAAGCCGGAGGGAAAGCGGTGCTTGGAAAGGCCACCCTTCTGCCTCGATGGCCGCAGAAGGGGTCGGGGGCCCCTGCCCCAAGTTGGGGCAGGGGCCCCCAACCCCAGCCTTGGGGCTGGGGTTGGGGGCCCCTGCCCCAACTTGGGGCAGGGGCCCCCGAGCCCCCGAGCGGCCATCGAGCCTGCTTCTACGAGGAAGCAGGAAAGCCCATTATAAATAAGTTTAGACCGAAGGGGTCTAGCTAAACTTATTTATAATGGGAAAAACCAAGGGTTCGTAGGCCACCTGCTTCTACGAGGGGAAAAACCAAGGGTTCGTAGGCCACCCCCTATATGGCCTCCTTCGGCGGGCGGCCATCGAGCCCCGGCCTTTCCTTGGTTTTTCCCATTATAAATAAGTTTAGCTAGACCCCTTCGGTCTAAACTTATTTATAATGGGAAAAAACAAGGGTGGCCACCCCCTCGATGGCCTCCTTCTTTCCTTGTTTTTTACCTTTAACCTAAGTATAGTCAGACTATACTTAGGTTAAAGGTAAAAAACAAGGACAGGGCGGCCATCGAGCCCCGGCCCTTCCTTCCCCTCTACCACTTCGTTCCGCCCCTCCGGCTACGGTCCCTTCTTCCCTCCGGCTACGGCTACGGCTCCGGCTCTCCTACCCGCCGGTTCGGTCCGGCTATGTTTTCCTCTTACGCTTCGCTCCCTCCGGCTTTAAACTAAGTTTAGACCGAAGGGGTCTAGCTAAACTTAGGTTTAAGCCGGAGGGAGCGAAGCGTAAGAGGAAAACATAGAGAGAGCCGTAGGGTAGGGAAGAGGGGAAAGCCCATTATAATTAACTATAACTTAGTTATAGTTAATTATAATGGTAAAAACCAAGGAGTTTCTTGAAAAACCTATTAGGGAAAGCCGCCAGCAGAAAAAGTTTTCCTATTCTAATTAACTATACTAAGGTATAGTTAATTAGAATAGGAAAACTTCAGTCCCCTTTGTTTTAAAGCCGAAGAGCGGTTTATAGCAGAAGAGGGAACCGGCTGGTTCCCTTTAAACACCGATGCTCTTTTGGCAGAATCCCCCTTTATAACGAATTAGAATTTGAATATAATTAGTTCTAATGGGCTTTAAGGGGTTCTCTGCCCGCGCCTTTAAAAGGAGGGGTTCTTGCACCGGTGTTCAAGGAGCAACCGGCTGCTTCGACGAGGGGGTGCTCTTTCGTAGGCCCCCCCGGGGGAGGGGAGCCGCTTTTTATGCTTCTACGAGGCAGCTCTCTGCGCGCCGATGCTTGGAGCCGAAGGAGGAGCCCTTCTTTAAAGCCTACTCGGCACCTCGCAGGCCGCCCGGGGAGCAACGGTGTTCTTTTTAAGCCGGCTCGGGGGCCCCAGCCCCAAGTTGGGGCTGGGGCCCCCGACCCCTCTTCCTATGTTTTCCTCTCTCTTTCTGCTACCCTTCGGCTCCCCTACGGCTCCCCTCCCCTCCCCTCTTACGCTTCGCTCCCTACGGCTCCGGCTCTCTCTTTCTGCTACCCTTCGGTCCCTCCGGCTACGGCTCCGGCTCTTACACTTCGTCCTCCTACCCTCCGGTTCCCTCTACCACTTCGTTCCCTACGGCTCCGGCTACCCTCCGGTCCGGTACGGCTACGGCTCCGGTTCCTTCCTTCTCTCCCCTCTACCACTTCGTTCCCTACGGCTCCGGTCCGGCTCTCCCCTCCCCTCCCCTCTTACGCTCTGCTACCCTTCGGTCCCTACGGCTCCGGCTCTCTCTTTCTGCTACCCTTCGGCTCCTCTCCCCTCTACCACTTCGTTCCCTCCGGCTCCGGTCCGATACGGCTACGGCTCCGGCTCTTACGCTCTGCTACCCTTCGGCCTCCTACCCTCCGGCTCTACCACATCGTTCCCTCCGGCTCCGGGACGGCTACGGCTTCGGTCCGGTCCGGCTACCCTCCGGTCCGGCTCCGGTCCTGCTTAAAACTAAGTTTAGACCGAAGGGGTCTAGCTAAACTTAGTTTTAAACCGGAGGGGCTATATGGCCGCCCTGTCCTTGTTTTTTCCCTTAAACCTAAGTATAGTATGACTATACTTAGTTTTAAGGGAAAAAACAAGGAAAGAAGGAGGCCCCTCGATGGCCGGGGCTCGATGGCCGCCCCCGGCCATCGAGGGGGTGGCCATCGAGCCCCGGGGGTGGAGAAAACATAGCCGGACCGGAGGGTAGCCGGAGCCGTAGGGTCGGAGGAAGGGCCGGGGCTATATGGCCGCCCTTCTTCCGGCCATCGAGGGGCCATCGAACCCGAAGAAGAGCAACCGGTTGCAAGAACCGCAGAACACCGGCTGCTTCTTAACTTAATAAGAGGGGGCCCGGCTGATTCTTAATAAGAGGGGGCTCAGACCAGCTAACCCCTTTCAGTGCAGCAGAAGAACCCCCTCTTAAAAGGGCAGGGGCCTTGCTACGAGAATAACCCCCTTTTAAGAAGCAAGGGTGCCCCCTTTAAAAATAGAAGAAGGGTGTTCCGGCCTACTCTTAAATAAAAAAAACATAAACAAACATAAGAGTCCCCCTCTTATTAAGCATTTAAAAATATAAGAAGGGGTTCTTCGTTTAAAGCAGCACCGGCCTACTCTTAAAAACAGAAATTTGGCGGCTCTTCGTCTGCTGCAGCCCTTCTGCCTCGAGGGAAGGGGCTCCTCCTACGGCGGGAGGGCGCCACTTAAGGCCTACGAGCCCTTCTGCTGCAAGAACTCCTTCGGCTCTTTCCTTTCAGTAAAATCTTCTGCTGCTCGGGGCTTCTGCCCACTCTTATGTTTGTTTTTAAGAGTAGGCCGGTCTTTAAACGCCGAAGACCCCCTTCTCTTTAAAATAAAGCCTACGAGTCGGCCCCTTCGGTCTCCTTAAAAAAGAGCAGGTCCTCTTTGGGCTCGTAGGCCGCCCTTCTTTCCCCTCGCTGGCCGGGGTGGTCGGGGGTCGGGGGCCCCCAGCCCCAACTTGGGGCTGGGGGCCCCCGAGCCGTCCTTGGTTTTTCCCCTTAAACCTAAGTATAGTCTGACTATACTTAGGTTTAAGGGGTTGGGGGCCCCTAGCCCCAACTTGGGGCTAGGGGCCAAAAACCAAGGAAAGCCCCTCTTCCTTGGTTTTTCCCTTATAAATAAGTTTAGCTAGACCCCTTCGGTCTAAACTTATTTATAAGGGAAAAACCAAGGAAGAGGGGGAGAGGACCTGCTCTTCCGCTATGAAACAAAGGAAAGCCGCTCTTCCGCTATGAAACAAAGGAAGGCAGCAAGCAGCCCTTCCTACATTAATTAACTATATTAATAAATATAGTTAATTAATGTAGGAAGGGTTTCATAGCCGAAGAGCGGCTTTCCTTGGTTTTCTCCTACCCTGAGGTTCCTTTTCCCATTATAAATAAGTCCAGGATCCTTCGGTCTAACTAAACTTATTTATAATGGGAAAAGGAACCTCAGGGTAGGAGAAAACCAAGGAAGAGGCAGCAGTTCTTGCCCACTCTTCGATAAAAGCCGCCCTTCTTCGAAGAGCAGGACTACGAGGCAGCAGGGCGCCGATTCCCTACGGTGCTCTGAACTCTTTTATAACGCAGAAGCCCTTCAAGAACCAGCAGAAGCCGTTAGAGGAAACCGGGTTCTCTGCGCCACTTAAAGGAGCCCTTCTTCTTTAAAGCAGGCCTACGAGGTGGCTATATTCCTACTGCTGTTCTTCGAAGAACAGCAGTAGGACTCCCCAGAGGCTCTGGGCTTCCTGCGGTTTAAAGCGAAGCAGCCGGTTTCGCAGAAGAACCCCTTATAGTCTGGAAACTCCTTTGTTTCATAGCCGAAGAGCAGGACAAAGGAAAGAGAGGAAAACCCTGCTTTACCGAAGGGGAAAGAGGAAGAACCCCTGCCTATACCCCTCGGACTGATAAGTAAGGCGGGTTCGTTCCTCCTGCTGCAGACAAGGCAGGGGCTCGGGGGCCCCAGCCCCAAGTTGGGGCTTTCCTTGGTTTTTCCCCTTAAAACTAAGTATAGACCGAAGGGGTCTAGCTATACTTAGTTTTAAGGGGAAAAACCAAGGACGGCCCCCGACCCCACTCTTATGTTTTTAAGAGTAGGCCGGTTGGAATACCCTTATTCCTTAAAGCCTATGAGGGGGCTCCAAAAAAGGAAGCATTCCGCTGCTGTTCTTCAGGGAAGAAGCACCCCTCCTATGAAACAAAAAGAGAAGTTTTCTATAATTAACCTAAGTATAGTTCTTATAAGAAAACTACTGAAAGGGTCTCCAGGGTGCTCCGGGTTCGATGGCCACCCCCTCGATGGCCGGGGGCGGCCATCGAGCCCCGGCCTCTCCTATGTTTTTCCCATTAAAACTAAGTATAGTCAGACTATACTTAGGTTTAAGGGGAAAAACATAGGAAGAGGGGCCAGCAGCCGGAAAAAAGGGAAACCGGTCTTCTTGCTCTTCCTTTCCTCTACCCCTCCGGTCCCCTTTGTTCCTTTTCCCATTATAAATAAGTTTAGCTAGACCCCTTCGGTCTAAACTTATTTATAATGGGAAAAGGAACAAAGGGGACCGGAGGGGTAGAGGAAAGGAAGAGCAACCGCCTTAAAGTTGCTCCGCACCTTTAAAAGGTTCTTGAAGAACACCCTCAGCAATCGGTTGCTGAGGGGAGCCGCCGTTTTTACGGATCCTGGCCGTTTACGTAAGTATTATAACTTATAAGAATTAGTTATAATACTTAAGTAACCGGTGCTATGGGTTCTTGCCTTAAAGCTGCAGTAACGCCTTAAAGTGTTCGAGAGGAGCAACTTTAAGGTTTAAGGCGATTCCTGCAGCTTTTAGGTGTTCTCCTCCTTCTCTTCTGCGCCCCTTCTGCGCAGAAGAGAAGGAGGAGAACACCTTTAAGCTGCTTAAAACGCGAGGGTATTGCCAGGCCCACTATAATTAACTATACTTAGGTTAATTATAAACCAAAACTAAAAGGGAGCCGCCTTAAAGCTTATAAGTGCACTGAAAGGACTGAAAGGATACGGGGACACTTTTTAGGGACTTTAAGACCGTTGACAGTTTTTATTAAAAAGTTCTACTGGTCATACATATAAGAGGACTGTACCGAGGATTTTTCTACGGACTTTTTGCGAAGAATCCGTGTTTAATTTACGTTTTTTGAAGATTAAATAAAAAATTTAGAATAAAACCACGTTTACAAACGTTTTTTACTGGTTTAAGTTAGAAAAAGTAAGTCTATATGTTTTCTCGTAATTAATAATAAATTGTGTTACGATTTCTACTATTACCTTCTTTATTTCCTAATAAAATTGCAATTAACTTTTTACACTTTAAAATAAAAAGTTAACTACTTTTATATACTATATAAAATTTGCAAGATGTTAATATTGAAATATATTTACATATACTATTACAAAAAAATCTTTGATCCTTGGATTATCTTTTTTCTTAATGGTGGGAACTAGTATCTCTAAAAAAATATAAATAGATAGTAACTTTTACAGTATTAAACCTGATTTAAAGGAATCCTAATAGGTTCTCTTCTACCGAAGGCTGCAAGGGAACGGCTGTACTTCGTGACTTATAAGTTAAGTTAAGTTCAGTATAGTTAAATATAGTTAAGTTAAGTCTACTTAAGTTAAGTATAGTTAAGTAGAGTTAAGTTAAGTTAGTTAAGTTACGTATAGTTAAGTAAAGTTAAGTATAGTTAAGTATAGTTAAGTATAGTTAAGTATTGTTAAGTTAAGTATAGTTAAGTAAGTCCGCTTTCTTTTTTTTAAGTTTCGTATTATAATTAACTATCTTAATAAATATAGTTCATTATAATACGAAACTTAAAAGAAAGAAACCTTTCTTTTTCCTAACTTTCTCTATAGGAAGTTAGGAAAAAATCGGCGTTTGTAAGCAGCCCTTTTAAAGATCCGGCAGCTTAATTACTTACTTAAATGTAAGTAAGTGGCGGCGGAGCTGCTCCCAAGTCTGGCAGCAGCGGTTCTTGCCGCTTACTTACCGAAGGCTACTGGCCTAAGGGTATGCTTACCCTCCAAGCATCGGCGTACTGGCCGAAGGGTAATACTTATAAGTAAGTAAGGGGCCACTGAACTAGCTTTTAAAGATCCGGGTAAGACCTTTCAGGGGCTCGGGGGCCCCCAGCCCCAAGTTGGGGCTGGGGGCCCCCCCGACCCCAGACTGAAGGTTGCTACGCTGACTGAAAGGACTGAAAGGAGGGACCTGCTGAGCATAGGGTAGAACTGCCCGTCCGGTGTATTCTAATTAACTATATTAATAAATCTAGTTAATTTTAATACGAACCTTCTTAAGAGAAAAGCCACTGAAAGGACTGAAAGGGGCCCATCCTATAAGTTCAGTACACTTACTCATAAGTAACGCGAGAACTGCTCTAAGCCGGTTTCCGTAGAAGCAGTTCTTGCGGCCGTTCAAGAAGAACCCCTACTGAAAGGTCTGCTGCCTCTTCCTTTCCTCTACCCCTCCGGTCCCCTTTGTTCCTTTTCCCATTATAAATAAGTTTAGACCGAAGGGGTCTAGCTAAACTTATTTATAATGGGAAAAGGAACAAAGGGGACCGGAGGGGTAGAGGAAAGGATTAAGTTAACTTAACTATACTTAACTTTACTATACTTAACTTATAAGTAAGAGCTGCCCCGTATACGTTCAGTCCTTTTAGTGGTCTCCAAGCAACGGCGGCACTGAAAGCGGCAAGAACTGCTGGGTTCCGAAGAACTGCTGACTGAAAGGGGTTCGAAGAACTGCGAAACCGGCTGCTTCGCCGGTTTCCCGCTGTAGAACCCCAAGCTAATAAGGCCACGTAGCAGGAGTAAGACCTTTCAGCAATAACTGCTGTTCTTCGGGGCCCTTCGTATTGCTGTCGGGACTAGCCCCTTTCTGCCTTTTTTGGAAGCCCCTGCCTTGTCTGATTTTCTTGCAAGAATGGCTGCTTCGCCTTAAACGCGGTTTCGCCCCTCTTCCGAGGTTTTTCCCCCTCGTTGGCCGGGGGCGGCCAACGAGCCCCTTAAACCTAAGTTTAGACCGAAGGGGTCTAGCTAAAGTTTTAAACCGGAGGGGCTATATGGCCGCCCCTTCTGCGGCCATATAGGGGGTGGAGAAAACATAGCCGGACTCGGGGGCTCGGGGGCCCCCAGCCTTGGGGCAGGGGCCCCCAACCCCAGCCCCAAGGCTGGGGCCCCCGACCGAACCGAAGCCGTAGCCGTACCGGAGGGGTGGAGCCGAAGGGTAGCATAGCGTAAGAGCCGTAGCCGTAGCCGTACCGAAGGGGAAAAGGCGAAGCGTAAGAGCCGGAGGGTAGGAGGGGAGGGGAGAGCCGGAGCCGGAGGGAACGTAGTGATAGAGGGAAGGAAGGGCCGGGGCTAGATGGCCGCCCTTCTTCCGGCCATCGAGGGGGGGGTGGCCATTGAACCCGAAGGAAGAAGGAGGGGGGGGCTGCTGGTGGCTGCTGAGCCTTTAAAAGAGGAATTTTTACCATTATAAATAAGTTTAGTTAGACCTCAGCAGTTCTGAGGGCTCTTCCCCTCGATGGCCGGGGATCGATGGCCGCCCTGTCCTTGTTTTTTCCATTAAAACTAAGTATAGACCCCTTCGGTCTATACTTAGTTTTAATGGAAAAAACAAGGAAAGAAGGAGGCCTCCTTCGGCGGGCTCGATGGCCGCCCGCCGAAGGAGGCCATCGAGGGGGTGGCCATCGAACCCTTGGTTTTTCCCATTATAATTAACTATAACTAAGTTATAGTTAATTATAATGGGAAAAACCAAGCCGGACCTTACCGAACCGGAGGGTAGCCGGAGCCGTAGGGACCGGAGGGAAAGAGGGAAGGCCGGAGCCGGAGGGAAGGAGGAAGGCCGGAGCCGGAGGGAACGAAGTGGTAGAGGGAAGGAAGGGCTCTTCCTTTCTCCCTCCCCTCTTACGCTTCGCTCCCTACGGCTCCGGCTCCGGCTTAAAACTAAGTATAGACCGAAGGGGTCTAGCTTTACTTAGTTTTAAGCCGGAGCCGGAGCCGTAGGGAGCGAAGCGTAAGAGGGGAGGGAGAAAACCAAGGACGGGCTTGGGGGCCCCTGCCCCAAGTTGGGGCTAGGGGCCCCCGACCCCAGCCCCAAGTATGGGCTGGGGCCCCCGACCGCCCATTAAGCCTTTCCTCCGCTTTCCCTCCGGTTTCCCATTATAATTAACTATAACTTAGTTATAGTTAATTATAAGGGGAAACCGGAGGGAAAGCGGAGGAAGAGGCAGAAGGGCTTTACTTGGTTTTTCAGCAGTTCTTCTGCTCCGCTTCCCCTCCGGTTTACCATTAGAATTAACTATAACTAAGTTATAGTTAATTCTAATGGTAAACCGGAGGGAAAGCGGAGGAAGAACGTATTATATTTATAAGAATATAATCCGTTCTAATGGGAAACGAATTTTTACCATTATAAATAAGTTTAGTTAGACCGAAGGGGCTCTAGGGCCGCCCCCTCGATGGCCTCCTTCTTTCCTTGTTTTTTCCATTAAAACTAAGTATAGCTAGACCCCTTCGGTCTATACTTAGGTTTAAGGGAAAAAACAAGTGGCGGCCATCGAGCCCGCCGAAGGAGGCCTACGAGGGGGCTCTTCCCCTCTCTCTTGGTTTTTCCCATTATAAATAAGTTTAGACCGAAGGGGTCTAGCTAAACTTATTTATAATGGGCTAGGAATTTTTACCATTATAAATAAGTATAGACCGAAGGGGTCTAGCTATACTTATTTATAATGGTAAAAATTCCGTCCTTGTTTTTTCCCTTATAAATAATTATAAGGAACTTATAATTAATTATAAAGGGAAAAAACAAGGAAAGCCTTCTGCCTCTTCCTATGTTTTTCCCATTATAATTAACTATAACAACGTTATAGTTAAGTATAATGGGAAAAACATAGGAAAGGCCGCAGAAGGGCGGCCTACGAGCCCGGAGGGAAAGCGGTTCCCTACGGTGCTCTGAAAGGCCGCAGAAGGGCTCGATGGCCGCCCCTTCTGCGGCCGGGGGTGGCCTACGAACCCTTTTCCCATTATAAATAAGTTTAGTTAGACTAAACTTATTTATAATGGGAAACCGGACCTCACCGGTTCCCTACGGTGCTCTGGAACGAAGTGGTAGAGGCCGGAGGGAAAGAGGAAGCGGAGGAAAGGCCGCCCCCCCTCGATGGCCTCCTTCGGCGGGCGGCCATCGAGCCCGCCGAAGGAGGGTTCGATGGCCACCCCGGCCATCGAGGGGCCTACGAGGGGGTGCCGCTGGACTTATTTATAATGGTAAACGAGCTTTTCCTTCTGCCGCGTAGGCCGCAGAAGGGCGGCCTACGAGCCCAAGCAGCGGCATTTAAAGCAGCCACCTTCGGAGGACTTATTTATAATGGTAAAAATTCTCCCTTCTTTCCTTGGTTTTCCTCCCTCCTTCCCTACGGTCGGGGGCCCCAGCCTTGGGGCTGGGGCCCCCGAGCTCCGGTTCCTTCGGTTCCTTTCTCCACCCCCTCGATGGCCTCCTTCGGCGGGCGGCCATCGAGCCCCTTCGGTTTATAAATAAGTTTAGTCTAACTAAACTTATTTATAATGGGCTTTACCCTATTCCTTGTTTTTTCCCATTATAATTAACTATAACAAAGTTATTGTTAATTATAATGGGAAAAAACAAGGAAAGGGGCTCTTCCCCTCGTAGAAGCAGGTGGCCTACGAGGGGAAGAACCCTTTTCCCATTAAAAATAATTATATTTAAATATAATTATTTATAATGGGAAAAGGGTTCGTAGGCCACCTGCTTCTACGAGGGGACAGGCTTCTGAGACTCGACCCTTTCAGTGGCAGAAGGACTGCTGCTTGGTTTTTACCATTATAATTAACTATAATTAAGTTATAGTTAATTATAATGGTAAAAACCAAGCAAAGAAGAACCCCCGCTGCCCCGCTTAAAGAAGGAAGAAGGAGGAGGTTTCGCAGAAGAACCCTTTCATAGGAGCAGACCGAAGGTTTTTTAATAGGCAGGGGCCCCGACCCATTCTAAATAAGTTTAGTATAACTAAACTTATTTAGAATAGGAAAACTTCCGTCCCCTCGCTGGCCGGGGTGGCCAGCGAGGGGACGGAAGTATTCCTAATCTTATTAACTATACTGAGGTTAATAAGATTAGGAATACTTTCTAGCCCCTCTAGGCTCCGGTTTCTTGCCGAGTAGCCCGCCCTTTTTTACTATAGGCCGTGGCCGCGTAGGCCGCGCCTTAAAAAGGAGGTTAAACTCTAGGCCGGGAGTTCTTCGATTAGGCCGAAGGGGGTTCTTCTGCGAAACCGGCAAGAACCCCAGACAAGGCAGGGATTCTTCTAGGGGTTCTTCTCGAACGGCCGCAAGAAATGCTCTCGGAGCCTAGAGGGGTGCCCCGAGCTGCAGAATCGAGTACCCTTCGGTTTTATCCTTCGTTTCATAGGCGCGGTTTCCCTATTAGAATTTAACTATAACTAAGTTAGACTTACTTCTAAGGATGCTCCTATGAAACAAAAAGAGTGCTCCCTTTTTTTTTAAGTTCTACTTAATAAGAAAACTTCCTATACTGAAAGGTTTTCTGCCGCAGCAGGACTGAAAGCGGCAATAACTGCTGGTTTACGAAGAACTGCTGACTGAAAGGGGCGAGTTGGTCCCCTCCGGTTTCCTATTACAATTAACTATACTTAGGTATAGTTAATTAGAATAGGAAAACTTCTCTTTTTGTTTCATAGGAGCCTCAGGGGCTCGTACTAGCCCATTAAGCCTACGGAAGGGGCCCACTCTTATGTTTTTAAGAGTAGGCTCGGGGGGGGCCCCAGCCTTGGGGCTGGGGCCCCCGAGCCCCAGCCCCAAGGCTGGGGCCCCCCCCCGACCGCCCTTCTTACGGCCTTTCCTCCGATTCCCCTTCGGTTTCCCATTATAATTAACTATAACTTAGTTATAGTTAATTATAACGGGAAACCGAAGGGGAAGCGGTGCTCTGGACCTTTCAGTCTCGTAGGCCACCCCGGCCTACGAGGGGAAGAGGGGGGTTCTTCTATCTATAAGTGGTACATATCCCCCTCAATAACTGCCTTCTTCGTAAGAAGGGCGGCCTACGAGGTGGCAGCGAAGCTGCCCCTGCCTTGTCTGGGGTTCTATCCGGCCGAAGGAGGTTTCGCAGAAGAACCCCCTTCGGTCTAGGGGCCACTGAAAGGACCGAAGGGGTACGGGGCCACTGAATTCGGCTGCTGCAGGAAAAACAAAGGAAAGACTGAAAGGTCTTCTGCAGAGCTTCTAAGGGGCCGCCGAAGGAGCAGAAGAGACTCGAAGATAGTGCCCGTTCGGAAAGTTCTTACTTACTTATAAGTAAGAACTATACTTATAAGTTCTTACTTATAAGTAAGTTATGAACGGGCACTGAAAGGCGGGTTCGTTCTGCCGCAGCAGGACTGAAAGGTCTACTTATAAGTAAGACCGAAGGGTACTAGAAGGACTGAAAGGGTCCTATAAGCGCTTGGGCCTCTAGGAAGTTTTCCTTTTCTAACTATACTTAGGTATAGTTAGAATAGGAAAACTTCGGTCTGCTCCTTTGTTTCATAGCCGAAGAGCAGGACAAAGGGCTCTCTGGGCTCGTAGGCCGCCCTTCTGCGGTCGGGGGCCCCAGCCTTGGGGCTGGGGCCCCCGAGCCTACGAGGGGAAACCGCCCCTTTAAGGCGCCCTTCTTCCTTAAAGCCCTTTAAAGAGGGGGCCCACTCTTATCTTATCTTATCTTATCTTATCTTATCTTATCTTATCTTATTAAGAGTAGGCCGCAGGGAAAGGCAGGATTCGTTCTTCTCCTAGGCCCGGGGGTTTATTGGAAACCGGGTGGCTGCTTCGCTGCCCAAAGAAGGCAGCTCGAGTTCTTATTTGTTTGTTAAGAGTAGGCCGCCCTTCTTCCGGCTGCTTCTTAATAAGAGGGGGTTCTTCTAGAAGGGGCCTCTAGCTGGTCTTCGCTGCCCTTCTTCCGGAGACCGAAGGGTCTTCCCTTTACTGCAGAGTCTGGCAGAACGAACCCGCCTTACTGAAAGGAAAGAGCCGTGCTCCGGGTTTTTAAAAGGGAACCAGCGGTTCTTGGTCGGGGGCCCCGAACACAAGAGGGGCTCTGTAGCGGGGCCGCCCAGACGGAGCAGGGGTTCTTTTAGGGGAGACCGCTGCTGCCAGACAAGGGGAGACCTTTCAGTGCCACTGAAAGGTATGCTGCCAGGCCACTGAAAGGACTGAAAGGGCGAGGTGCTCCTTTTTCCTATTAGAACCGAAGGGTACTGGCCTAAGTATAGTTAGTTATAATAGGAAAACGGCGCGGGTTCCCTAGTCCTTGGTTTTACAGCCTCAGGGTGCTCCTCTCGAGGAAAACCCTAGAAGGATTTATGCTGCGGTTCTTCGAAGAACAGCATTTTTAAAGGAGCAGACCGAAGGGTCTTCCTCCTGCTGCAGAGTCCGGCAGAAATCCATTCAGTCTGCTCTCCTTCGGGTTCGATGGCCACCCCCCTCTTCCTATGTTTTTCGGCCCCTAGCCCCAAGTTGGGGCTAGGGGCCCCCAACCCTTAAACCTAAGTATAGACCGAAGGGGTCTAGCTATACTTAGTTTTAAGGGGAAAAACATAGCCGGACCGGAGGGAAGGAGAGAAGGGCCGCAGAAGGGGCGGCCATATAGCCCCGGCCCTTCCTTCCTCCCTCCTCTCCCCTCCTACCCTCCGGCTCTTACGCTTCGATCCCTACGGCTACGGCTCCGGGACGGCTACGGCTCCGGCTACCCTCCGGTCCGGCTAGGTTTTCTCCACCCCTACCCTACGGCTCTCTCTATGTTTTCCCTCTACCACTTCGTTCCCTCCGGCTCCCCTCTTACACTTCGTTCCCTACGGCTCCGGCTCTTACGCTCTGCTACCCTTTCCCCTACGGCGGCCTCTCCCCTTCGGTACGGCTCCGGCTCCGGCTTAAACCTAAATCCAGTCCCCTTCGGTCTGACTAAACTTAGTTTTAAACCGGAGGGGTGGAGAAAACATAGTTGGACCGGAGGGAAGGAGAGAAGGGCCTGCTTGGAAGAAGGGCGGGTTCGATGGCTCGGGGGCCCCCAAGGCTGGGGCTCGGGGGCCCCCAGCCCCAAGTTGGGGCTGGGGGCCCCAACCCCCGACCACCCCGGCCATATAGGGGCCATCGAGCCCCTTCGGTTTAAAACTAAGTTTAGTCAGACCGAAGGGGACTGTACTTATTTTTAAGCCGGAGCCGTAGCCGGACCGGAGGGTAGCCGGAGCCGTAGGGACCGGAGGGGTAGAGGGAAGGAAGGGACCGTAGGGTAGGGAGAATACATAGGAAGAGGGGCAGGCTTAAAAACTGCTGTTCTTCTTTCTTTGGTTTTTCCCATTATAATTAACTATAACTAAGTTATAGTTAATTATAATGGGAAAAACCAAGGACAGAACAGCAGGAGGAAGACCCTTCGGTCTGTCCTTTGTTTCATAGGGAAGGTGTTCTTCAAGACGCCCCGCCCATTTTATAGGAGCACCCTTTCTAATAAACTATAATTTAGTTATAGTTAATTAGAATAGGGAACCCCCAAGCACCGGCGTTTAAGGAGCAGCCGGTGCGGAGCAACCGGTTGCTCCGCACCGGCTGCTCCTTAAACGCCGGTGCTTGGGAAGCACCCCTCCTATGAAACAAAGGATAAGCCCATTATAAGAAATAATAACTTAGTTATAGTTAATTATAATAAGAAAAACAAAGGATAAACTGAAAGGTGCCAGCCAATTCTAACTAATTATATTTAATTAGTTAGAATTGGCTGGCACCTTTCAGTTTATCCTTTGTTTCATAGCGGAAGAGGGAACCGGCTGCTGGTAAACTCCAAGCACAGGCGCTTCCCCTCGATGGCCGGGGTGGTCGGGGGCCCCAGCCTTGGGGCTGGGGCCCCCGAGCCATCGAACCCTTGGTTTTTCCCATTATAATTAATTATATTTAAATATAATTAATTATAATGGGAAAAACCAAGGGTTCGTAGGCCACCCCCTCTTCCTCCGCTTTCCCCTCGTAGAAGCAAAGAGCAGGGGTGGTGGCCTACGAACCCCTCCTTTAAAAGAGGAATTTTTACCATTCTAAATAAGTCTAGCTCCCCTCCCCTCTCTAGCTTCGCCTCCTCCCCTTCGGTACGGCTCCGGCTCCTCCCGCCCCTCCGGCTACGGCCTCCCTTCCTTCCTTCCTTCCTTCTTCCCTCCGGCTTCCCTCCGGTCCGGCTCTCCCCTCCCCTACGGCTCCTACCCTCCGGTTCTCTCCTTCCCTCCGGTCCGGCTCCGGCTCTACCACTTCGTCCTCTTACGCTCTGCTACCCTTCGGCTCCTTCCCTCCGGTCCGGTACGGCTTCGGCTCCGGTCCGGTCCGGCTCCCTCTACCACTTCGTTCCCTTCCCTCTACCACTTCGTTCCCTCCGGCTCCGGCTCTCCCCTCCCTCCCCTCTTACGCTTCGCTCCCTCCGGCTACGGCTCCGGCTCTTACGCTTCGCTCCCTACGGCTCCGGCTTCGGTCCGGTCCGGTCCGGCTCTCCCTCCCCTCCCCTCTACCACTTCGTTCCCTACGGCTCCGGCTCTTCCTCTTACGCTTCGCTCCCTCCGGTCCGGTCCCTACGGCTTCGGCTTCGGTCCGGTTCGGCTACCCTCCGGCTCCGGCTCTTTCCCTCCGGTCCCTACGGCTTTCCCTACGGTCCCTTCCTTCCTTCTCTCCCCTCCCTTCTCTCCTCTCCTACCCTCCGGTCCGGTCCGGCCTTCTACCCTCCGGCTACCCTTCGGTCCGGTCCGGGTATACCACTTCGTCCTCTTACGCTCTGCTACCCTTCGGCTCCCTTCTACCCTCCGGCTACCCTCCGGTCCGGTCCGGTACGGCTACGGCTCCGGTCCGTCCTTCCCTCTTTCCCTCCGGTCCCTACGGCTCCGGCCTTCCCTCTACCACTTCGTCTCCTCCCCTTCGGTACGGCTCCGGCTTCCCTACGGTCCGGTCCGGCTCTCCCCTCCTACCGCCCCTCCGGCTACGGCTCCTTCCCTCCGGTTCCTTCTACCCTCCGGCTCCTCTACCACTTCGTTCCCTCCGGTCCGGTCCGGCTACGGCTCCGGCTTCGGTCCGGTCCGGCTCTTACACTTCGTTCCCTACGGCTCCGGCCTACCTACGGTCCTCTCCTCCGGCTCCGGTCCGGCTACCCTCCGGTCCGGCTACGGCTACGGCTCCGGCTCCGGCTTCGGTCAGACCGAAGCCGGAGGGACCGGAGGGGCTCGATGGCCGCCCCCGGCCATCGAGGGGGTATAGGCTAGACTTATTTATAATGGTAAAAATCCTCCCTTCGGACCCCTCGTAGGCCGGGGGCGGCCATCGAGCCCCGGCCATCGAGGGGAAAGCCCATTATAAATAAGTTTAGCTAGACCCCTTCGGTCTAAACTTATTTATAATGGAAAAAACCAAGGATAGGCCGCATAAGGGGCGGCCATCGAGCCCGCCGGTGCGGAGCAACCGGTCGGGGCGGAGCACCCGCCGGGTGCTCCGCCCCGAGCGGTTGCTCCGCACCGACCGGTGCTTGGAGGCTGCTTCTACGAGGGGTCTTCCTTGGTTTTTCCTCGGGGGCCCCTAGCCCCAAGTTGGGGCTAGGGGCCCCCAACCCTTAAAACTAAGTATAGTCTGACTAAACTTAGTTTTAAGGGTTGGGGGCCCCTAGCCCCAACTTGGGGCTAGGGGCCCCCGAGGAAAAACCAAGGAAAGGGAGAATTTTTACCATTATAAATAAGTTTAGTTAGACCTCAGCAGTTATGAGAGCCGGCCCCTTTCAGTATTTTTACCAGTATAAATAAGTCCAGGGGTTCTTCCCCTCGTAGAAGAAGCCTGTCCCCTCGTAGGCCACCCCTATATGGCCCCTCTTCCTATGTTTTCTCCACCCCTCCGGTTTAAAAATAAGTTTAGCTAGACCCCTTCGATCTAAACTTATTTTTAAGGGGCTCGTTGGCCGCCCTGTCCTTGTTTTTTCGGCCCCTAGCCCCAAGTTGGGGCTTCCCCCTTAAACCTAAGTATAGACCGAAGGGGTCTAGCTATACTTAGGTTTAAGGGGGAAGCCCCAACTTGGGGCTAGGGGCCGAAAAAACAAGGAAAGAAGGAGGCCAACGAGGGGGAAAAACATAGGAAGAGGGGAAAGCCACAGGCAAATAAGAACTCGAAGCCGGGAGTTCCTGAAGGGCCGTTAGAGAAGAGTGAGCCCCAAAAAGAAGACTGCCGGGAGTTCCTGAAGGGAGGCCTCCTCTTAACAAACAAACCGAAGGGTACAGGAAAAAAAACCGAAGAGGGCAAACAAACCGCCGAAGCCGGACCGGAGCCGGACCGGAGGGAAGGAGAGCCGGAGGGTAGAAGGAAGGGACCGTAGGGTAGCCGGAGGGGTAGCCGGACCGGAGGGAGCGAAGCGTAAGAGGAAGAGAGAGGGGCAAACAAACCGAAGGTTACAGGCCAACAAATAAGAACTCGAACTGCCGGGAGGTTACTGAAGGGCGGCCTTTACTCCGCTTTCCCTCCGGTTTCCCATTATAATTAACTATACCTTAGTTATAGTTAATTATAATGGGAAACCGGAGGGAAAGCGGAGGGTTCGATGGGTCGGGGGGCCCAGCCTTGGGGCTGGGGGCCCCCAACCCCCGACCACCCCCTCTTCCTATGTTTTCCTCCCCTCTTTCCCTCCCTACGGCTCCGGCTCTTTCCCTCCGGTCGGGGGCTCGGGGGCCCCTAGCCCCAAGTATGGGCAGGGGCCCCCAACCCCCGCCCATACTTGGGGCTGGGGCCCCGAGTCCCTACGGCTCCGGCTTAAAACTAAGTTTAGCTAGACCCCTTCGGTCTAAACTTAGTTTTAAACCGAAGGGGCTATATGGCCGCTCGGGGGCCCCAGCCCCAAGTATGGGCTGGGGTTGGGGGCCCCTGCCCATACTTGGGGCTAGGGGCCCCCGAGCCCCGACCCCTTCTGCGGCCATATAGGGGGGGTGGAGAAAACATAGGAGAGGCCTGCTTGGAAGAAGGGCGGCCATATAGCCCCGGCTGCTTCATCGAGGGGAAGAGCCCCTTTTAAGGAAGCAGCACGGCTTTAAAAATGGCGGGCTAGGTTCGAGAAGACCCTTCCGTAGGCTTAATGGTCGGAATACGAGAAGAACCCCAGCCCATTAGAAGAAACAATAACTAAGTTATAGTTAATTAGAATAGGGAAAATGGGCTCCTATCCCTTCGGGCTCTTAAAGGGAAACCGGCGCGAGAGAACACCTTCCTTCCGCTATGAAACTTACATAAGAGTGAACGGCCAAAAAAATTAAGTATACCTAAGTATACTTAAATAGTAAGAAGAGGAAGAACCTTTCAGTCCTTTTTAGGAACCCCCAGGAAGACCTTGTAGGGCCCGAGCTGCACTTACTTACTTACTTATAAGTGCGCAGGCAGCCTTATAAGTAAGAGACAAAAGGGGTCAACTTATAAGGTGACGAAGCATAAGGAAGAAGTACGTTTAAAAAAATTTCGCGTAAAAAGGGAGGTTAAACAAGTACTTAAGTAGCTTGTAGAGGTAAATTAGGAGATTAAAAATAAGATAAATATATAAAAAAGTATTTCTATTTAAATCAATAGAAAAGTCTTTATGTATTTTATAGTATAAAAACTATGACTAATAAAAAAACAAAATCTAAAGCTACAGCTATAGTAAAAAATAAAATTGATAAGTCGAAATCCAATTTTTTATTGGAAAAAACAGGTAGTAAAATACAAACAAATAATTTGCAAATTTCTAATTTTTCTACACCTGTTTCTGTTGAGACTCTTCCCCCTCGATGGCCGGGGGCGGCCATCGAGCCCCAAAAGGTTCAATCTTTAGAAGATCCTATAGTAAAAGTAGAAATTAATAAAACCTTAATTGCTTATACGGGTAGTAGAGAAGAAAATGAAAAAAAAGACGTAACACAAAAAAACAAATGGGTTAATACGTATCAAACATCTTTTAAAAGTTTAATTGATTTAGTAAAATATCCCGTAATAACAGAAAAAACATATATGGCTTTATATAAAAATCGTCAATATACTTTTGATGTTGATAAACGTTTAACTAAAACGCAAATTAAAAAATTATTTGAAACATTGTTTAATGTTATTGTTATTTCTGTAAATACACATATTCCACCACGTCGTAAATTACGTGTAGGTATGTCATTAGGGTCGCGCCCTTCTTTTAAAAGAGCTATAATTACTTTAAAAGAAGGCTGTGTTTTAAATTATAGTTTTAAAACAGAAAATCTAACACGTATCTAGGTCTTACAACAGGGATTCTTGCTAAAAAAGTTAAATAATAAAACATACGTTCTCTTGGATGGATTCCTATTTAGGAGGGACTGGCTCTGTTAGGGTAGTAAACGCGGGCTGGGCAAGGCTCTCCCCCCCCAAGCAAGACTGTAAGGTCACTGAAAGGACTGAAAGGGTCCGTCTGCTGTTCCTTGGTTTTTCTTATAAGTAAGAACTCTAACTAAGTTAGTGTTCTTACTTATAAGAAAAACCAAGGACCAGCAAACGGCTGCTGCTCTCTTATGTAAGTTTCATAGCCGAAGAGCAGGACAAAGGGGCCCCCTCTTATTAGGACTTTAAGGGCTAGGCCGTTCTAGAAGAGTTCCTTCTTTCCTTGGTTTTTCCTCGGGGGCTCGGGGGCCCCTAGCCCCAAGTTGGGGCAGGGGCCCCCAACCCCTAGCCCCAAGTTGGGGCTAGGGGCCCCCGACCATTCTAATTTATAACTTAGTTATAGTTAATTATAAATGGAAAAACCAACGGCTTCTGCGCCGAAGGAGCCCCTATAGGGACTTTAAAAATAGAAGAAGGGTTTCTTCTTTCCTTGGTTTTTACCCTTATAATTAACTATAACTTAGTTATAGTTAATTATAATGGTAAAAACCAAGGGTTCGATGGCCGGGTTCGATGGCCCCCCCCCCCCGGCCAGCGAGGGGTCGGGGGCTCGGGGGCCCCTGCCCCAAGTTGGGGCAGGGGCCCCCAACCCCCGCCTTGGGGCTGGGGTTGGGGGCCCCTGCCCCAACTTGGGGCAGGGGCCCCCGAGCCCCCGAGCCATCGAGGGGACAGAATTTTTACCATTATAAATAAGTTTAGTTAGACCGACCGCTTTCCCCTCGTAGAAGCAGCCGGGGCTCGATGGCCGCAGAAGGGCGGCCATTGATCCCCGGCCTTTCAGAGCACCGTAGGGAACCGCTTTCCCTCCTCCCATTATAAATAAGTTTAGCTAGACCCCTTCGGTCTAAACTTATTTATAATGGGAGGAGGGAAAGAGGTGCTTGGGGTTCGATGGCCACCCCTTCTGCTGGCCATCGAAGGGGCTCTTCCTTGGGCTCTTCCTTGGGCTCGTAGGCCGCCCTTCTGCGGCCTACGAGGGGAAAGATCCATTTAAATGAACTATAACAAAGTTATAGTTCATTTAAATGGATCTTTCCAAGGAGAGGCTCGGGGGGTCCCCAGCCCATACTTGGGGCTGGGGCCCCCGAGCCCCAGCCCATACTTGGGGCTGGGGCTCGGGGGCCCCAGCCCCAAGTATGGGCGGGGGCTCGGGGGCCCCAGCCCCAAGTATGGGCTGGGGACCCCCCGACCGCCCTTCTGCGGCCTTTCCTCCGCTTTCCCTCCGGTTTCCCCTTATAATTAACTATAACTTTGTTATAGTTAATTATAAGGGGCTAGGAATTTTTCCCATTATAAATAAGTATAGCTAGACCCCTTCGGTCTATACTTATTTATAATGGGAAAAATTCTCCCTTCGGACCCCTCGCTGAAGCAGCCGGGGCTCGATGGCCGCCCGCCGAAGGAGGCCCGGGGGTGGCCATCGAACCCTTGTTTTTTCCCTTTATAAATAATTATAAGGAACTTATAATTATTTATAAAGGGAAAAAACAAGGGTTCGATGGCCACCCCCGGGCCTCCTTCGGCGGGCGGCCATCGAGCCCCGGCTGCTTCATCGAGGGGAAAGCCTTCTGCCTCTTCCTATGTTTTTCCCATTATAATTAACTATAACAACGTTATAGTTAAGTATAATGGGAAAAACATAGGAAAGGCCGCAGAAGGGCGGTCGGGGGCCCCTAGCCCCAACTTGGGGCAGGGGCCCCCAAGCCCTTCTTCCCTCCGGCTTGGTTTTTCCCGTTAAAACTAAGTATAGACCGAAGGGGTCTAGCTATACTTAGTTTTAAGGGGTTGGGGGCCCCTAGCCCCAACTTGGGGCTAGGGGCCCCCGAGAAAAAACAAGGAAGAGCCCGGAGGGAAAGCGGTGCTTGGAAGAGGGGAAAGATCCATTTAAATGAACTATAACCTACTAAGTTATAGTTCATTTAAATGGATCTTTCCAAGCCGGACCGAACCGAAGCCGGAGCCGTAGCCGGACCGGAGGGAAGGAGAGAACCGGAGGGTAGGAGCCGTAGCCGGAGGGGCGGTAGGAGGGGAGAGCCGGACCGGAGGGAAGCCGGAGGGAAGAAGGAAGGAAGGGCCGCCCCGGCCTACGAGGGGAAGAGGGGAAGGGCTCTTCCCTAATAGGTTTTTCCCATTATAAATAAGTTTAGTTAGACTAAACTTATTTATAATGGGCTAGGAATTTTTACCATTATAAATAAGTCTAGCTCCCTCCCCTCCTACCGCCCCTCCGGCTACGGTCCTCTCCCCTCGTAGAAGCAGCCGGGGGTGGCCACCCCCTGGCCATCGAAGGGGCGGCCCTTCCTTCCTCCCTCCTCTCCCTTACTCTCCCTTCCCTCTTACGCTCTGCTACCCTTCGGTCCCTACGGCTCCGGCTACCCTCCGGTCCGGTCCGGGTAGACCACTTCGTCCTCTTACGCTCTGCTACCCTTCGGTCCCTCCGGTACGGCTACGGCTCCGGTACGGGTACGGCTCCGACTCTCCCTTCCTCCCCTCTTACGCTTCGCCTCCCCTCCCCTCCTCTCCTTCCCTCCGGTCCGGCTCTTACGCTCTGCTACCCTTTCCCCTACGGCGGCCTCTACCCTCCGGTACGGCTACGGCTCCGGCTCTCTCTTTCTGCTACCCTTCGGCCTCCTACCCTCCGGCTCTACCACTTCGTTCCCTCCGGCTCCGGTACGGCTACGGCTCCGGGACGGCTACGGCTCCGGCTACCCTCCGGTTCGGTTCGGTCCGGCTATGTTTTCTCCACCCCCTATATGGCCGGAAGAAGGGCGGTCGGGGGCCCCAGCCCCAACTTGGGGCTGCCCCGATCCTCTCCTTCGATGGCCACCCCGGCCATCGAGGGGAAAGATCCATTTAAATGAACTATAACCTACTAAGTTATAGTTCATTTAAATGGATCTTTCCCCTCGATGGCCGGGGTGGCCATCGAAGGAAGAGCCCCTTCGGTTTATAACTAAGTTTAGCTCTACCCCTTCGGTCTATACTTAGTTTTAAGCCGGACCGAACCGAAGGGTAGCCGGAGCCGTAGGGACCGAAGGGTAGCAGAGCGTAAGAGGGAAGGGAGCCGAAGGGTAGAAGAGCGTAAGAGGAAAACATAAGAAGAGGGGCTCGATGGACGCCCTTCTTCCGAAGCAGCCATCGAGGGGGAAGGCCTTTCCTTGTTTTTTCCCATTATAAATAAGTTTAGCTAGACCCCTTCGGTCTAAACTTATTTATAATGGGACAAAACAAGGGTTCGATGGCCACCCCCTCGATGGCTGCTTCGGAAGAAGGGCGGCCATCGAGCCCCGGCTGCTTCATCGAGGGGAAGAGGAGAAAGGAGACTGGACTTAGATTTTTATAATGGTAAAAATTCCTCGCTTTTCTTCTGCCAGCAGTTCATCGGCGTTTAAAGCAGCCGGCCTTTCTTCTGTCCTTGTTTTTTCCTCGGGGGCCCCTAGCCCCAAGTTGGGGCTAGGGGCCCCCGACCATTATAATTAACTATAACTTAGTTATAGTTAATTATAATGGGAAAAGGAAGGAACCCAAGGAAAGCCACCAGCAGCCGGTTCCCTCTTATTAAGCACTGCTAGAAAACTTACATAAGAGTGAAAATGCCACTGAAAGTTTCCTGCTCCCATTCTAATTAAATATATCTATATATAGTTAATTAGAATCTCCTTTTTAAGGCGCGGCTCTTCCGGCAGCCGGTTCCCTCTTCGGCTATGAAACAACCCTTTGTTTCCTACATTAAACTCTATTAATAAATATAGTTAGTTAATGTAGGAAACAAAGGAAAAGAGACGGTGCACCGGTTTGGGTTTATAATTAACTTAGGTTAATTATAAACCCAAACCGGTGCTTGGGGTTCTTGCAAGAATGGCTGCTTCGCCTTAAACTCGGTTTCGCCCCTCTTCCTATTTCTCTCCCTCCCTCCTACCCTACGGCTCCGGCTCCGGCTTAAACCTAAGTTTAGACCGAAGGGGTCTAGCTATACTTAGTTTTAAACCGGAGGGGTGGAGAAAACATAGCCGGACTCGGGGGCCCCAGCCCCAAGTAGGGGCTGGGGCCCCCGACCGAACCGAAGCCGTAGCCGTACCGGAGGGACCGAAGGGTAGCAGAGCGTAAGAGGACGAAGTGGTCTACCCGGACCGGACCGGAGGGTAGCCGGAGCCGTAGGGACCGAAGGGTAGCAGAGCGTAAGAGGGAAGGGAGAGGAGGGGAAAGCCGGAGCCGTAGGGACCGGAGGGAAAGAGGGAAGGAAGGGCCGGGGCTCGATGGCCGCCCGCCGAAGGAGGCCTCTCCTATGTTTTTCCCCTTAAAACTAAGTATAGCTAGACCCCTTCGGTCTATACTTAGGTTTAAGGGTAAAAACATAGGAAGAGGGGGTGGCCATCGAACCCGAAGGAAGAAGGAGGGGGCTGCTGGCTGCTTCGCCTTAAACCGCTGCCCCGCTTAAAGAAGGAAGAAGGAGGAGTTTTCCCTAGCCTCGGATCTCATCAGCCGAGGGCTCTTATTCGTATTTAGGTCTTATAAGTAAATAAGATGGGCTTTCTGCTGGTGGCTTTCCCCTCGATGGCCGGGGTTCGATGGACGCCCCCCCCCCGGCCATCGAGGGGGTGGTCGGGGGTTGGGGGCCCCAGCCTTGGGGCTGGGGTCGGGGGCCCCTAGCCCCAACTTGGGGCAGGGGCCCCCAAGCCCGTCCTTGGTTTTTCCCCTTAAAACTAAGTATAGCTAGACCCCTTCGGTCTATACTTAGTTTTAAGGGGAAAAACCAAGGAAGAGCCATCGAACCCTTGGTTTTTCCCATTATAATTAATTATAACTAAGTTATAGTTAATTATAATGGGAAAAACCAAGGAAGGCAGAAGAAAAGGACCGAATTTTTACCATTATAAATAAGTTTAGTTAGACCGAAGGATCTTTCCTTGGTTTTTCCCTTCCCCTCGTAGAAGCAGGCTCGATGGCCCCTATATGGCCGGGTTGGCCATCGAACCCGAAGGAGGCCGGGGGTTCGATGGCCACCCCCGGGTTCGATGGCCACCCCTTCGATGGCCACCCCTTCGATGGCCACCCCCGGGTTCGATGGCCACCCCTTCGATGGCCAACCCGGCCATATAGGGGCCATCGAGGGGCCATCGAGGGGCCATCGAGGGGCCATCGAGGGGCCATCGAGGGGCCATCGAGGGGCCATCGAGGGGACATCGAGGGGCCATCGAGGGGAAGAACCCTATGTTTTTCCCATTATAATTAATTATATTTAAATATAATTATTTATAATGGGAAAAACATAGGACGGCCTTTCCCCTCTTCCTATGTTTTTCCCCTTAAACCTAAGTATAGACCGAAGGGGTCTAGCTATACTTAGTTTTAATGGGAAAAACATAGGAGAGGCCGGGGCGGCCTACGAGGGGAAAGGACGCCCTTCTTTCCCCTCGTAGGCCGGGGCGGCCTACGAGACTGAAAGGTCCAGAGCACCGCTTTCCCTCCGGTTTCCCATTAAAAATAAGTTTAGTCTAACTAAACTTATTTATAATGGGAAAAAACAAGGACAGGCTTCTTCTACGAGGAAGCAGGCCTGCTGCTATGTTTCGACCCCGCCCATTATAATTAACTATAACTAAGTTATAGTTAATTATAATGGGCGGGGTCGAAACATAGGAAAGCCAGCAGCCGCTCCACTGAAAAACTTTCAGTGGCCTGGCATAGAGCAGGATCTTCAGGGGCCCCTGCCTATAACCCTTCGATCCGAAGGGTCTTCTGCTGCAGAGTCCGGCATAAATACTGAAAGGAAAGAGCCGAAGGGTTATAGGCAGGGGACACGGAAAGGGGCTTTCCTTTGTTTCATAGCGGAAGAGGGAACCGGCTGCTTCGCCGGGTTACCCCATTAGAACGTATTATATTCAAATAAAATACGTTCTAATGGGGTAACCCGGCGAAGCAGCCGGTTCCCTCTTCCGCTATGAAACAAAGGGGACTGAAGTTTTCCAATTCTAATTCACTATACTTAGGTATAGTGAATTAGAATTGGAAAACGGAGGGTGTTCTTCAAGAACCGCCATTTTAGAGCAAGAACCCAGAGACTGAAAGGTCTACTTACTTAACTTATAAGACCGAAGGGTACTAGAAGGACTATCTGTACAGGCTCCGGGGGTACCCTTGCATTCTAGGGGCCGCCGATGCTTGGAGAGCCCCTCGTATAAGTAGGGCGCGTAGACTTATAAGTAAGTAAGCCAGTACGCTTCGCTAAGTAACCGAAGGGTAGTGGGCCAGTCCGCTACGCTAAGTAACCGAAGGGTAGTGGGCCAGTACGCTTCGCTAAGCCAGTACGCTTCGCTAACCGAAGGGTAGTGGGCCAGTACGCTTCGCTAAGTAACCGAAGGGTAGTGGGCCAGTACGCTTCGCTAAGTAACCGAAGGGTAGTGGGCCAGTCCGCTACGCTAAGTAACCGAAGGGTAGTGGGCCAGTACGCTTCGCTAAGTAACCGAAGGGTAGTGGGCCAGTACGCTTCGCTAAGTAACCGAAGGGTAGTGGGCCAGTACGCTTCGCTAAGTAAGTAAGTAATTAAGTAAGCCAGTACCCTACGGTAAGCCAGTAGCCTTCTTCTGCGAAGAAGTAGACCTTTCTTATAAGTTCCCCAAGAAGAAGGGTGTTCCTATTTGCTGCTCTTATAAGTAAGTAAGTAAGTGCCCTCGCTCCAACATAAAAGCCCTATTAAAAAAATTAACTTACTTACTCTCTTACTTACTTACTCTCTTACTTACTCTCTTACTCTCTTACTCTCTTACTCTCTTACTTACTTAGCGAAGCGTACTGGCTTACTTACTTACTTAGCGAAGCGTACTGGCCCACTACCCTTCGGTTACTTAGCGAAGCGTACTGGCTTACTTACTTACTTACTTACTTACTTACTTACTTACTTACTTACTTACTTACTTACTTACTTACTTACTTACTTACTTATAAGTGACTTACTTACTTATAAGTAGAACAGTTATTCTTAAATAAAATAATTCTTAAATAAGAAACTTCTTAAATAATTCCGTTTATAAGATAAGACCTTGTAAGAAATCGCAACCGAGTATAAATTTGGCATAAATTAAGTTCAACAAAAAGTTTTTATTGAACAGACAGAAAAAAAAACAAATAGGTCTTAGTTAAGTTCGCGGGTTCTTTTTTTTTATGCATAAAATAGAAACAATACCTTACAAAAACCTAAAAACCTGCAATAATCAAAAATCTTTATAAAAATTTCTTATGGGTATTCATTTTTTAAAACCCTGTACACCTGGAACACGTCAAAGAACAGTGTCCGACTTTAGTGATATTACGCATTCAACACCTGAAAAAACATTAACACATTTTAAACATCGTGCAAAAGGACGTAATAATCGCGGGATTATTACCTGTCGTCATCGTGGGGGTGGGCATAAACGTTTATATAGAGAAATTGATTTTAGACGTGATAAAATTGGAGTTCCAGCCAAAGTAGTTACAATTGAATATGACCCAAACCGTAATGCACGTATTGCTTTATTACGTTATATGGATGGTGAAAAACGTTATATTTTACATCCACGTGGTTTAAAAATAGGTGAAACTCTTCTTACAGATTTAAATGCTACAATATTAGTAGGTAATAGTTTACCGTTACGTAATATTCCCTTAGGTACAGAAGTACATAATGTAGAATTTATGCCAAATGCTGGTGGAAAATTAGCGCGTGCGGCTGGATCTTTGGTTCAAATTTTAGCTAAAGAAGGCTCTTTTGTTACTGTACGTTTACCATCAAAAGAAATACGTTTAATTTCAAAAAATTGTTGGGCAACTATTGGACAAGTTGGAAATGTAGAAGCTTATAATATTAAAATCGGAAAAGCTGGAATTTCACGTTGGTTAGGAATTCGTCCAACAGTTAGGGGTGCTGCTATGAACCCAGTTGATCACCCACATGGAGGTGGGGAAGGTTGTTCACCAATTGGACATAGTCGTCCTTTAACACCTTGGGGACGTCCCGCTTTAGGTTATTTAACGCGTAAACCTAAAAAATACAGTAATGTATTTATTATACGTAAACGTAAATAGATTCTGAACAGTCCTGCCCTTAGGGTGATTACGAATGGTTGCTCAAGTACCCTAAATTCCTGAAGTATGTGTTACAGGTCTTATAAGATATAAGATCCCTCTTTATAACTTCGCTGTTCTACTTATAAGTAAGTAAGTTTTTTAAGGGGCACCTTATGTTTCTTATAAATAAGAAAAGCTGATCTTACTTATAAGTAAGTAAGTAAGTGGTCTTGGCTGAAGCTGACCGGTCCTCAGCAGAAGAACCGGTGTTCTTCGGTTCTTGCGGTTGCAAGAACCGCAGAACACCGGTTCTTCTGCTGAGGACCGGAGCTTCTGGCTGAACTCCGGTCAGCTTCAGCCAAGACCACTATTAAGGGCAGGCCAAAAGAATAACCTTCTTACGCAACTTCTTCCTGTTGCTTAAAGCAGCCTTTACTTAGAGGCCCCTTTTACCCTTTGCCCTTGGTCTTCCTGCGCAGCCTTATAAGTAAGTTGCCACTGAAAGAGAAAGTTTCCCTAGATGAACCCGGCCCTTACCCTTTCTTTTACTTATAAGTTTATAATTAACTTTCCTCTTTCTAGGAAGAACCCATACGATGGGTTCTTCCTAGAAAGAGGAAAGTTAATTATACTTATAAGTAAGTAAGTAAGTAAGTAAGTAAGTTAGTAAGTAAACTTTCTCGACTCTCAGCAACCGGTTGCTGAGCTACCGGCTTACGCAGCTAAAAGGCGGGGGTTAGGGGCACTGAAAGGCCTTTTTAAAGGCTCTCGTTAAAGTTTCGTATTCTAATTAACTAATAATAAGTTATTATAATACGAAACTTAAAAGCGACACTTACTTACTTATAAGAGCTCGCCCAAGCACCGGAGGGGTTTTCCTCTAGGCTCCCTCTTCCTCTACCCCTCCGGTCGGGGGGCCCCAGCCCATACTATGGGCTGGGGCCCCCGAGCCCCAGCCCATACTATGGGCTGGGGCTCGGGGGCCCCAGCCCATAGTATGGGCTGGGCCCCCCCCCGAGTCCCTCCGGCTTCGGTGAAAGGCGGGCTCTTCGCAAAGAACTGCTGCCGCTTCTTGCGCAGCAGCCGGTGTTCTCCCTCTTTCCCCTTTTAAAGGCGGAGGGCTCCTTCTTTCCCCTCGATGGCCGGGCTGGCCAGCGAACCCTTGGATTTTCCCTTCCCCTCGTAGGCTCGGGGGCCCCAGCCCCAAGTATGGGCCCCAGCCCATACTTGGGGCTGGGGCCCCCGAGCCTACGAGGGGAAGGGAAAATCCAAGGACAGAGCAACTTTAAGGAGGCTCTTCTTCTGCTGCAGCCTATTTTAAGCTGCAGCAGAAGAAGAGCCTCCTTAAAGTTGCTCCGCCTTTAAGAACCGGTGCTGCTTTAAGGCGCGAAGCAGCAGGTGTTCTCCCTCTTTCCCCGAGGGCGGAGGGCGGGGAGCAACCGGTTGCAAGAACCGCGGTTCTTCTGCCTTTAAGCTGCTTCGCGCCTTAAAGCGGCTCCCCTCAGCAACCGGTCTTCTTGTGCGGAGCAACCGCCGGTTGCTCCGCACCGAGCGGCTCCCCTCAGCAACCGGTTGCTGAGGGGAGCCGCTTGGTGCGGAGCAACCGGCGGTTGCTCCGCACAAGAAGACCGGTTGCTGAGTACCGGTTTCCGTAGCATCAGCCGGTATAAATCCTAAAGAAAAATAGGAGCCCCTTTAGGTAGACCCCTCTAGGCTCCGGGGCTCTTAGCAAAGAACTGCTGCCGGCAGCACCGTCCCTCTGCTGAGGACCGGTTTCCGTAGCAGCAGCGGGGGGTCTTAGAAATACTAAATAAGAATAAGAGCCCGCGCTTCTTCTTTAAAAGGAGACGAAAAGGGAGCCCCTTTAGGATTCCCCCTCTAGGCTCCGGGGGGGGTGCCCTTAGTAGGCCGGGGGCTACGGAAACCGGTCCTCAGCAGCCGTTGGTCCCCTCAACAACCGGTTGCTGAAGGGACCAACGGTCCGGGTGCTGAGGCAGAAGAACCGCTTTAAGGCAGCAGTTCTTTGCGAAAATACCACTTACTTATAAGTAAGACCTACATAAGAGGGGACTTACTTATAAGTAAGACTTAAACAAGAGCCCCGCTTTAAAGATGCTTTAGAAGTCAAACCTGCTTTACCCTGATGAACTAAAAACTTATAAGACCCCTTTCTGCTCTTTTAGCAGTTTCTTAAAGCAGGCCTGCGAAAGAGGAAGAATAGTTGTTCGTCGTATCTTTTCCCTTCCCCTCTACCTATGTTTTCTCCACCCCTCCGGTTTAAAACTAAGTTTAGCTAGACCCCTTCGGTCTAAACTTAGTTTTAAACCGGAGGGGTGGAGAAAACATAGGAGAGGCCGGGGTGGCCTACGAACCCTTGGTTTTTCCCTTCTTCTGCTTGTTTTTTCCCATTATAAATAAGTTTAGTTAGACTAAACTTATTTATAATGGGAAAAAACAAGCAGAAGATGGGAAAAACCAAGGGTTCGTAGGCCACCCCCTCGTTGGCCGGGGGCGGCCAACGAGCCCCCTCTTCCTATGTTTTCCCTCCCCTCTTTCCCTCCGGTCCCTACGGCTCCGGCTCTTACGCTCTGCTACCCTTCGGCCGACAGAGCTCTGCTACCCTTCGGCCGACAGAGCTACCCTTCGGCCTCTTACGCTCTGCTACCCTTCGGCCTCTTACGCTCTGCTACCCTTCGGTCCCTCCGGTCCGGTCCGGTACGGCTCCGGCTCTTACGCTCTGCTACCCTTCGGTCGGGGGGGCCCCAGCCCCAACTATGGGCTGGGGCCCCCGAGTCCCTACGGCTCCGGCTTAAAACTAAGTTTAGACCGAAGGGGTCTAGCTAAACTTAGTTTTAAACCGGAGGGGCTCGATGGCCGCCCCCGGCCATATAGGGGGTGGAGAAAACATAGCCGGACCGGAGGGTAGCCGGAGCCGTAGGGAACGAAGTGGTAGAGGGAAGGAAGGGCCTGCTTGGAAGAAGGGCGGCCATCGAGCCTGCTTCTACGAGGGGACGGAAAAAAAAACTAAGAAAGAGGAACAGTAGAAATACAAAATAAAAAAAAGAGAACGCGATAAACTATTAGTACGTTTTCTTTGATCTTAAAACATTACTGTAATTTTTCTATCATTACCTTAATATTAAAAAATATAAATATTAAGCAATATAAGTATAATTTAAAATTATACTTCTTTTTTTTTCGTTTTTATATAATATTTGTGTCTGTCACATTATTATAATTAATTTTTAGTTTTTATTATGCCACGTTCTATTAAAAAAGGGCCTTTTGTAGCCGATCATTTATTACGCAAAGTTGAAAAATTAAATATTATGGGTAAAAAAATTGTTATTAAAACATGGTCTCGTGCATCAATGGTAGTCCCGCCGATGATTGGCCATACTATTGGTGTATACAATGGACGTGAACATATTCCAGTTTTTATTACAGATCAAATGGTAGGCCATAAATTAGGAGAATTTTCTCCGACACGTACATACCGCGGTCATGTTAAAACAGATAAAAAATCAAAACGTTAATGTATTAATAAATGTTATTTTTTGTTTTACTTTTATGAATATGTTAGAATACTTATATATATTTTTCTATAATAAATAAGCGTTAGAAATTCTATTGTTAAAAAATAATGGAAAATTATATATTATATACAGATAAGTTATTATCGCTTTATAAGAGCATTTAATAAAATAATTAAAAAGGTTTATGCTCTTTTTTTTTTTTAGACAATAAAAGAATAAATTTTCTATTACGCTTAATGTCTATAAAAGAAAAAGTTTTGTTTTTTAAAGCTATATATATAAGTGTTCTGTAATGTATAGTTCTAGAGGACACTTCTCTAGGGGCTCTTCGCAAAGAACAGCAAGCAGCCGATGCTTGCTGTTCTTTGCGAAGAGCCCCTTAAAGGAGCCTAGAGGAAACACGGGCTGCTAAGGGGGGGTGAGGGCCCCTGAGGACTTTACCCCTTATCCTTTCAGTCCTTTCATTCAGGGGCCCGTATTTTTTCAGTCCTTAGAAGTTAAGTGGCCCCTGCTGGCATAAGACCCTTTGTTTCATAGCCGAAGAGCAGGCTTATAGAAGAAGACCTTTCAGTCTAGGGAAAAAGGGGAAGGGGTGCTTCGCCGGTGTTCTTCTTTCCTTGGTTTTTCCCATTATAATTAACTATACCTAAGTTATAGTTAATTATAATGGGAAAAACCAAGGAAAGAAGAACACCGGCGAAGCACCCCTTCCCCTTTTTCCCTAGACTGAAAGGTCTTCTTCTATAAGCCTGCTCTTCGGCTATGAAACAAAGGTGCTTGCAGAAAAAGCCCTTTTTCTTTTCTTTCCTATACTTACTATATTAATTAATATAGTAAGTATAGGAAAGAAAAGAAAAATGGGAAAAACCAAGGGTTCGATGGCTCGGGGGGGGGGGGCCCAGCCCCAACTTGGGGCTGGGGGCCCCCAACCCCCGACCACCCCCGGCCCTTCCTTCCTACCCTCCGGTCCGGCTATGTTTTTCCTCGGGGGCCCCTAGCCCCAAGTTGGGGCTAGGGGCCCCCAACCCTAAAAAATAAGTTTAGCTAGACCCCTTCGGTCTAAACTTAGTTTTAAGCCGGAGCCGGAGCCGTAGCCGTAGGGAACGAAGTGGTAGAGCCGGAGCCGAAGGGTAGGAGGGAGGGGAGGGAGAAAACATAGGAAGAGGGGAAAGCATCGGCGAGAACTGCTTCTATGTTTATCCCTCCTTGGTTTTTACCATTATAATTCACTATAACTAAGTTATAGTGAATTATAATGGTAAAAACCAAGGAGGGATAAACATAGGAAAGCAGAACACCAGCAGCCGGTGCTGCGTCTTTCCTTTTCCCATTATAATTAACTATAACTAAGTTATAGTTAATTATAATGGGAAAAGGAAAGACGCAGCAGTTTTGACACCGGTTTCGCAGAAGAACCCCTTATAGTTACTTAAGTATTATAACTAATTATATTTAAATCTAATTAGTTATAATACTTAAGTAACTATAAGGACAGCCAGGTATTCTTGAAAGTATTAATATAGAAGTCCACCTTTATTATAAATAAGTCTTAAGAAAGAAAGTAAGTCTAAATAAAAAAAGTAATTATGAGCGAATCACAACAAACAAAAAACGTAGGGCGTGTAGTACAAATTATTGGTCCAGTTCTAGATATTGTTTTTGCTAAAAGCCAAGTGCCTAATATTTATAACGCTTTAACTATTAAAAGCAAAAATGCTGCTGGTATGGAATTAGCTGTTACAGTTGAAGTTCAGCAGTTATTAGGTGATAATGCGGTACGTGCTGTTTCTATGCAACAAACAGATGGTTTAATGCGTGGTATGGAAGTAATTGATACAGGAAAACCTTTAAGTGTACCAGTAGGTCGTGATACATTAGGACGTATTTTTAATGTATTAGGTGAACCAGTAGATAATTTAGGACCTGTTAATACAGGTGAAACATTACCTATCCACCGTCAAGCACCTTCTTTCGTTGATTTAGATACTCGTTTATCAATTTTTGAAACTGGAATTAAAGTAGTAGATCTTTTAGCACCATATCGGCGCGGTGGAAAGATTGGCCTATTCGGAGGAGCGGGAGTAGGCAAGACTGTACTGATAATGGAGCTTATAAACAATATCGCAAAAGCACACGGTGGCGTATCTGTATTTGCGGGCGTGGGAGAAAGAACACGTGAAGGGAATGATTTATATACTGAAATGAAAGAATCTGGTGTAATTGTTGAAAAAAATTTACCTGAAAGTAAAGTAGCTTTAGTATATGGTCAAATGAATGAACCACCAGGAGCACGTATGCGTGTAGCTTTAACAGCGTTAACTATGGCAGAATATTTTAGAGACGTAAACAAACAAGACGTTTTATTTTTTATTGACAATATTTTCCGTTTTGTTCAAGCCGGTGCTGAAGTTTCAGCTTTATTAGGACGTATGCCATCAGCGGTTGGATACCAACCCACACTTGCTACAGAAATGGGAACATTACAAGAACGTATTACTTCTACAAAAGACGGTAGTATTACAAGTATTCAAGCTGTTTATGTACCAGCCGATGACCTTACAGACCCAGCACCTGCTACGACTTTTGCACATTTAGATGCTACGACTGTATTAAGCCGTAATTTAGCAGCGAAAGGGATTTATCCAGCAGTAGATCCTTTAGAATCAACGTCAACAATGTTACAACCCTGGATTGTAGGTGAAAAACATTATTCAACTGCACAAAATGTGAAAAAAACATTACAACGTTATAAAGAATTACAAGATATTATTGCTATTTTAGGTTTAGATGAATTAAGCGAAGAAGATCGTTTAGTTGTAACACGTGCACGTAAAATTGAACGTTTCTTAAGTCAACCATTCTTTGTAGCAGAAGTTTTTACAGGTTCTCCTGGGAAATATGTAAGTCTTGCTGAAACAATTGAAGGTTTTAATAAAATTTTCAGTGGTGAATTAGATGATTTACCTGAACAAGCTTTTTACCTTGTTGGTAACATTAACGAAGTTTTAAGCAAAGGTGCTACTCTAAAATAACTTTTTTAGATAGAATTTTTTAGAGAAAAGGAAAAATATATAGAAAGCATAAACTCTAACTAATAAAAATTTAAGCTTTCTAAAAAGAGTTTATGCTTTCTATATATTTTTCCTTTTTAATCCACTGCTTTTTGCCGAATTCCTTTGTTTATTGTACTTTTTTAGTCGTTCGCGCTTTCTTTTTTCCTTTGGGACTTCTGCCTTCCTATGTTTTCCTCTACCCCTCCGGCCTCTACCACTTCGTTCCCCTCGTAGAAGAAGCCGCAGAAGGGCGGTCGGGGGCCCCTAGCCCCAACTTGGGGCAGGGGCCCCCAAGCCTGTCCTTGGGCTCGTAGGCCGCCCCGGCCTACGAGGGGAAAGATCCATTAAAATGAACTATAACAAAGTTATAGTTCATTTTAATGGATCTTTCCCCTCGTAGGCCGGGGCGGCCTACGAGCCCAAGGAAGAGCCCAGAGCACCGTAGGGCACGGGTGAGGTTCCTTTCTCCACCCCCTCGATGGCCGGAAGAAGGGCGGCCATATAGCCCCTTCGGTTTATAAATAAGTTTAGCTAGACCCCTTCGGTCTAAACTTATTTATACTGGGAAAAAATAAGGGTGGCCACCCCCTCGATGGCCGTAAGAAGGGCGGCCATCGAGCCCTTCCTTGGTTTTCTCCACCCCTTCGGTTTAAAATGAACTATAACTAAGTTATAGTTCATTTTAAACCGAAGGGGTGGAGAAAACCAAGCCGGACCGAACCGAAGGGAAGGAGAGCCGGAGGGTAGAAGGAAGGGCCTCCTTCTTTCCTTGTTTTTTCTCGGGGGCCCCTAGCCCCAAGTTGGGGCTAGGGGCCCCCAACCCTTAAACCTAAGTATAGCTAGACCCCTTCGGTCTATACTTAGGTTTAAGGGTTGGGGGCCCCTAGCCCCAACTTGGGGCTAGGGGCCCCCGAGAAAAAACAAGGACAGGGTCGGGGGCCCAGCCCATACTTGGGGCTGGGGTTGGGGGCCCCTGCCCCAAGTATGGGCAGGGGCCCCCGAGCCCCCGAGCGGCCATCGAGCCCCGGCCCTTCTTCCCTCCGGCTTGTTTTTTCCCATTAAAACTAAGTTTAGCTAGACCCCTTCGGTCTAAACTTAGTTTTAAGCCGGAGCCGTAGGGACCGGAGGGAAAGAGCCGGAGCCGTACCGGAGGGTAGGAGCCGAAGGGTAGCAGAGCGTAAGAGCCGGAGGGTAGGAGGGAAAACATAGGAAGAGGGGAAGAGGGGAGGGATAAACCTATTAGGGAACGCAGTTTTTACCGCTTTCTTTATTATTCAAAAGAGCACTTTAAGCCGAAAAAAGAGCTCTTTTTTCGGCTTAAAGTGCTCTTTTTGGACTTATTAGGTTCTTCGACTTAGGGGAGTTTAAAGGGACAGAGGTTTCTCTTTTTGTTAAAGAAGAACAAAAGTTTTTTTTTATTTTTTAGTTTTACTTATTAAGGAGCACATTTAGACCTGGCGAAGAGGAAGGAACACCCTTTACTTACTTATAAGATAAGAAGAAATCCTCCCTTTTCTACCTTCCGTCTGCTGCTATGTTTTTACCATTATAATTAACTATAACTAAGTTATAGTTAATTATGTCCTTTCTCCACCCCCTCGATGGCCGGAAGAAGGGCTATGGCCGCTCGGGGGGGGCCCCAGCCCATACTATGGGCTGGGGCCCCCCGACCCTTCTTCCGGCCATATAGGGGTGGAGAAAACCTAGCCGGACCGAACCGGAGCCGGAGCCGTACCGGACCGGACCGGAGGGAGCGAAGCTCTGTCGGCCGAAGGGTAGCAGAGCGTAAGAGGCCGAAGGGTAGCAGAGCGTAAGAGGCCGAAGGGTAGCAGAGCGTAAGAGCCGGAGCCGTACCGGACCGGACCGGAGGGTAGGAGAGGAGCCGAAGGGTAGCTCTGTCGGACGAAGTGGTAGAGGGGAGGGGAGAGCCGGACCGAAGCCGTAGCCGTACCGAAGGGTAGGAGAGAAGGGAGGGAGAGCCGGACCGGACCGAACCGGACCGGAGGGTAGGAGAGGAGAGCCGGAGGGTAGAAGGCCGGACCGGAGGGAAGCCGGAGGGTAGAAGGAAGGAAGGGAGGGGAGAGCCGGACCGGAGGGTAGCCGGAGCCGTCCCGGACCGGACCGGAGGGACCGAAGGGTAGCAGAGCGTAAGAGGCCGAAGGGTAGCAGAGCGTAAGAGGCCGAAGGGTAGCTCTGTCGGACGAAGTGTAAGAGGGAACCGGAGCCGTAGGGTAGGAGGGAGGAGCCGGACCGGACCGTAGGGAAGGAGAGCCGGAGCCGTAGGGACCGGAGGGAAAGAGTGAAGGCCGGACCGGACCGAAGCCGAAGCCGTAGCCGGACCGGACCGGAGGGAACGAAGTGGTAGAGGAGCCGGAGGGTAGAAGAGACCGCCGTAGGGGAGAGGGTAGGAGCCGTAGGGGAGGGAGGGAGAGCCGGACCGGACCGGACCGGAGGGTAGCCGTAGCCGTAGCCGTAGCCGTACCGGAGCCGGAGCCGTACCGGAGGGTAGGAGCCGAAGGGTAGCAGAGCGTAAGAGCCGGAGCCGTAGCCGTAGGGAAGGAGGGAGGGAGGGGAGCCGAAGGGTAGCAGAGCGTAAGAGCCGGAGCCGTACCGGAGGGTAGCCGGGCGGGGCGGAGCACCCGCCGGTTGCTCCGCCCCGGAGCCGTAGGGAACGAAGTGGTAGAGGGAAGGGGAGGGAGGAAGGGAGAGCCGGACCGGACCGAACCGGACCGAACCGGACCGGAGGGTAGCCGTAGCCGTAGCCGTAGGGACCGAAGGGAAAGAGCCGGAGCCGTAGGGAACGAAGTGGTAGAGGGGAGGGAAGGGAGAGCCGGAGCCGTAGGGAACGAAGTGGTAGAGGGAAGGCCGGAGGGTAGAAGGCCTGAGCCGTAGGGAACGAAGTGGTAGAGGGAACCGGACCGGACTTGGGGGGGGCCCAGCCCAAAGGCTGGGGCCCCGGAGGGTAGCCGGGCGGGGCGGAGCACCCGCCGGTTGCTCCGCCCCGGAGCCGTACCGGACCGGAGGGAGCGAAGCTAGAGAGGGCGAAGCTAGAGAGGACGAAGTGGTAGAGGGAACCGGACCGGACCGAACCGGACCGGAGGGTAGGAGAGGAGAGCCGGAGGGTAGAAGGCCGGAGGGTAGAAGGGAGACGAAGTGGTAGAGGGACGAAGTGGTAGAGGGAGCCGGACCGGACCGAACCGGAGGGTAGCCGGAGCCGTAGGGAACGAAGTGGTAGAGGGAAGGCCGGAGGGTAGAAGGCCGGAGGGTAGAAGGCCGGACCGAAGGGTAGGAGAGAAGGAAGGAAGGGCCGGGTGGCCACCCTTGGTGTTTCTTTCCCATTCTAATTAACTATAACTTATTAGGTTATAGTTAATTAGAATGGGAAAGAAACACCTATTAGGGAAAGCAGCGGCGTTTAAAGCAGCCACCACCTTCGACGAACAGCAGAAGGCCTACTCTAGCCTTAAAAGCGCTGCTGCCCCTTGAGCAGTTTGGGCTCTTACTTACCGAAGGGTACTGGCTTACCGAACTGGATTACCGAAGGGTACTGGTCGGGGGGGCCCCAGCCCATCCTATGGGCTGGGGCCCCCCCGAGCCCCAGCCCATAGGATGGGCTGGGGCTCGGGGGCCCCAGCCCATAGGATGGGCTGGGGCCCCCCCGAGCCCACTACCCTTCGGTTACTTATAAGAGGACGTTCTGCTGGTTCTTCTGCCCCTCTTATGAGGGCTTAATGCTAGGGCTGTACCTAATAGGTTTCGACCCCGCCCATTATAATTAACTATAACTAAGTTATAGTTAATTATAATGGGCGGGGTCGAAACCTATTAGGGAAAAAAGCAGCCCTGCGTCTTTCCTTTTCCCATTATAATTAACTATAACTTATTAGGTTATAGTTAATTATAATGGGAAAAGGAAAGAAGCGGAAGAGCGGTTGCTCTTCCTTTTCCCATTATAATTAACTATAACCTAATAAGTTATAGTTAATTATAATGGGAAAAGGAAAGCAGCACCGGCTTCTGAGACTCGACCCTTTCAGTGCAAGAACTGCTTAGACATACGGAAACCGGCTTAAAACAGTTTGTTTAAACTCTTATAAACAAATCTTTAACTAAAGACCAATAGGAAAGCTCAGACCAATAAGACCACTCGAAAACTGAAAAAGAACTCTTTCCTAATAGGAAATTTGTTTCTCTTATAAGTAAGTAAGCCTCCTTAAAGAAGAAGACCGGCTCTTCCTGCAGCCTCCCTTTAACTGGCAACCCTCCTTTTAAGAACTGCTGGTTCCCTCTTCCCCACTTCGATAGAACCCCTCTTATCTATGGGCTCGCTCTATTCCCCTAGAGCGAGGGAGAGAGTTAAGAGCCCACCAGAAAGCCTATTATAAGTACATGCCATTTCTTCGGTAAAGAACTCCGATTTATAAGTTTCCCTTTATCCTTAATGGTGTCCCTTAATAAGAGGAGCAAGAACACCCGACAATGGTAAAATAAGAAGCGTTTGTTTAAACTCTTATAAACAATAACTGGTAACATTCCTCGGGCTGCGGCTGCTTCTGTCCCTAATTTGCCTCTACCCCTCCGGCTCCTACCCTCCGTTTCCTTTTCCCTTATAATTTTAGCTAGACCCCTTCGGTCTAAAATTATAAGGGAAAAGGAAACGGAGGGTAGGAGCCGGAGGGGTAGAGGCAAATTAGGGACAGCCCCCTTATAAGTAAGAACTACAAGAAAGCCTATTAGAACGCACTGCTTAGAACTGCTGGAACTGCTGGTTTCCAAATGCCTCTCTCTCTTCCTCTACCCCTCCGGTCCCTCCGGTCCGGCTACCACTTCGTCTCCCTTCTACCCTCCGGCTACCCTCCGGTCCGGTCCGGCTACCCCTCCGGGCTCGTAGGCCGCCCTTCTGCGGCCTACGAGGCAGAAGGCGATTTTCTCCCTCCCCTCTTACGCTTCGCTCCCTACGGCTCCGGCTCCGGCTTATAAATAAGTTTAGCTAGACCCCTTCGGTCTAAACTTATTTATAAGCCGGAGCCGGAGCCGTAGGGAGCGAAGCGTAAGAGGGGAGGGAGAAAAGAAAGGGTCCAGGCTCCGGCTTCGGTAAGAAGAAGAAAGAGCGGGAGAGTCCTAGACCATTAAGCCTACGGGGGTTCGGAATAAGTAAGAGTTATAGCGTTCGATGTACTAGAAGAAAGGAGTAGGGAGGGATAGATAGAGCCCGTACATTAAACCTACGGTTCTACCGAGAAGAGAGTCTTACATTAAGCCTACGGGTTCTTAATAAGTTAGTAAGAGTCCTACCATTAAACCAACGGTTCTGCTTCAAGGCCATAAAAGGAGGCAGCAGCGGCGGCCTTTTTTCTATATCGAGTAGGCCTTAAACTTCTGGAGAAATTCTTATCTTATTAAGAGTACTAGCCCATTAAGCCTACAGTTCTTAAAGGCTCGTCTTATAACAAAACAAAATAAGAAAATTCTTTTGGCTTTCCCCTCTTCCCCTCTTCCTATGTTTTCTCCCTCCCCTACGGCTCCTACCCTCTCCCCTACGGCGGTCTCTTCCTCCTTCCCTACGGCTCCGGCTACCCTCCGGTCCGGCTACGGCTCCGGCTTATAATTAACTATAACAAAGTTATAGTTAATTATAAACCGAAGGGGCTATATGGCCGCTCGGGGGCCCCAGCCCCAAGGCTGGGGTTGGGGGCCCCTGCCCCAACTTGGGGCAGGGGCCCCCGAGCCCCCGACCCCTTCTGCGGCCATATAGGGGGTGGAGAAAACATAGCCGGAGCCGGAGGGAAGGAGGCCGGAGCCGTAGGGAACGAAGTGTAAGAGGGAAGGAAGGGCCCCTCGTTGGCCGGGGTGGCCTTCGAACCCGGGGCTCGTTGGCCGCCCTTCTTCCGGCCATATAGGGGGTGGCCATCGAACCCTTGTTTTTTCCCCTTAAAACTAAGTTTAGACCGAAGGGGTCTAGCTAAACTTAGTTTTAATGGTTGGGGGTTGGGGGCCCCTAGCCCCAACTTGGGGCTAGGGGCCCCCGAGCCCCTAGCCCCAACTTGGGGCTAGGGGCCCCCGAGGAAAAAACAAGCCGGACCGGAGGGTAGCCGGAGCCGTCGCCGTAGCCGGAGGAGAGAAGGGACCGTAGCCGGAGGGGCGGAACGAAGTGGTAGAGGGGAAGGAAGGGCTGCTTCGGGGTGGCCTACGAACCCCTGGTGTTTCGTTCCCTCCTATGTTTCAACCCCGCCCATTATAATTAACTATAACTAAGTTATAGTTAATTATAATGGGCGGGGTCGAAACCTATTAGGGAAAGAACGGATTATATTCAAATATAATACGTTCTAATGGGTGCCGCATGTCCTTGGTTTTCTCCCCTCCTACCGCCCCTCCGTCCTTGGTTCGGTTATAATTTTAGTCTAACTAAACTTATAAGGGAAACCGAACCAAGGCCGGAGGGGCGGAGCGCAGCGTTAGAGGGAGCGGAGGAAGGGAAAGAAACACCAAGTAAAGCCTCCTTCTTTGTCCTAATAAGTTTTTCCTCGGGGGCCCCTAGCCCCAAGTTGGGGCTAGGGGCCCCCGACCATCATAATTAACTATAACTAAGGTATAGTTAATTATGATGGTCGGGGGCCCCTAGCCCCAACTTGGGGCTAGGGGCCCCCGAGGAAAAACCAAGAAGAACAGCGGACTTATTTATAATGGTAAAAAACCTGAAAGGGTCTTCTGCTATGTTTAAAAGGAGCACCCATTATAATTAACTATAACTTAGTTATAGTTAATTATAATGCGGCTGTCCCTAATAGGTTTTCCTCTACCCCTCCGGCTCCTACCCTCCGGTTCCTTTTCCCTTATAATTTTAGACCGAAGGGGTCTAGCTAAAATTATAAGGGAAAAGGAACCGGAGGGTAGGAGCCGGAGGGGTAGAGGAAAACCTATTAGGGAAAGAAGGAGTACTAGAAGCAGCGGCAACCAGCAGCCCCCTCTTATCTCTGAAGACGTGCGCCTTAAAAAGGAGTTCTAGAAGCAGCTCTTCTGCTTCTTTCCCTAATAGGTTTTTCCTACGCAGCAGTTCTGACAGCGGCACCATTATAATTAACTATAACCTAATAAGTTTGCCGTTAATTATAATGGGTGCCGCTGTTCTTCTGCGTAGGAAAAACCTATTAGGGACAGAACGACCCGAGATAAGAGGGGCACCACTTACTTATATGTGATGAAGTCAATACAACGGCCTATCACCGCTGCTCTATGTTCTTATTAGGGGCCCTAATAAGATAAGAGTTCTTTTACCGAAGCCGGAGCCTGGACCCTTTCTTTTCTCCCCCCCCCCCTCCCTACCCTACGGTCCTCTCCTACGGCTCCGGCTCCGGCTTATAAATAAGTTTAGACCGAAGGGGTCTAGCTAAACTTATTTATAAGCCGGAGCCGGAGCCGTAGGAGAGGACCGTAGGGTAGGGAGGGAGAAAATCGCCTTCTGCCTCGTAGGCCGCAGAAGGGCGGCCTACGAGCCCGGAGGGGTAGAGGAAAAGGTTCTTGCCGTAGGCTTGACTTTATAGGACTCTCCGCCTTTAAAAGGAAAAGGGTGTTCTTGCTAGGACTCCTATTTTTGGCCTTTCCGTAGGCTAAATGTAGAAAATTCCTTAAAAGCAGAACCGTATGCTTAATGTAGGACTCCTCTTTCCCCCTTCGGTAAAGGAGACACGCCTACTTATAAGAGCTTGCTAGTACGAGAAGACCCCCCCTCCCTTTTCTAGTACCTTTCGGTCCTTAATGAAGAGAGAACCCTCTTATTAAGTTAGGTCCTCCTTCCGCCTTTAACCGAAGCTAAAAGGAGAGGAGCCGTAGCCGTACCGGACCGGAGCCGGACCGGAGGGTAGCCGTAGCCGTACCGGAGCCGGACCGGAGGGTAGCCGGACCGGAGGGTAGCCGGAGCCGTACCGGAGGGACCGAAGGGTAGCAGAGCTCTGTCGGACGAAGTGTAAGAGCCGGACCGGAGGGTAGCCGGACCGGAGGGTAGCCGGAGCCGTAGCCGTCCCGGACCGGACCGGAGGGAAGGAGCCGAAGGGTGGCAGAGCGTAAGAGGCCGAAGGGTAGCAGAAAGAGAGAGGCTCGGGGGCTCTTCCTTGGTTTTTCCCCTTAAAACTAAGTAGAGTCTGACTCTACTTAGTTTTAAGGGGAAAAACCAAGGACGGGCCCCTGCCCATAGTATGGGCAGGGGTTGGGGGCCCCTAGCCCCAACTTGGGGCTAGGGGCCCCCGAGCCCCCAACCCCAGCCCATAGTATGGGCTGGGGCTCGGGGGGCCCCAGCCCATAGTATGGGCTGGGGCCCCCCGACCGAAGGGTAGCAGAAAGAGAGAGCCGGAGCCGTACCGGAGGGACCGAAGGGTAGCTCTGTCGGCCGAAGGGTAGCAGAGCGTAAGAGCCGGAGGGTAGGAGGGGAAGGAAGGGACCGTAGGGTAACTTGGTAGGGGAGCCGTAGCCGGAGGGTAGGAGGGAGGGAGAAGAGGGTCTTTTAAGAGCCCGTCTCTTTCGTACGTAGGTCTAGAGTCTTTTAAGAGCCCGTCTCTTTCGAGGGTGCCCCTTCTTTCTTTTAAGAGTCTTTTAAGAGCCCGTTTCTTTCTTATTAGTACTTTAAGGGCTAGGGCTAGTACTCCACAAAAATTAACTTAAGAGTTGGCCCCTCGTTCCCGGGGGTACTCGAATAACCCCCTCTTAGAATGTGCCTACTCTTATTAAGTTAAGTATAGTTAAGTATAGTTAAGTATAGTTAAGTATAGTTAAGTATAGTTAAGTTAAGTTAAGTTAAGTTAAGTTAAGTTAAGTTAAGTTACCCTACGGTAAGCTTCCCCTCTTATAGTTAGTAAGAGGCCTCCTTCCGGCTTTAAAAGGGAAGCTAGAACTCTTAGAAATAAACTAAACCGCCGAAGCCGGACCGGAGGGAAGGAGCCGGAGGGGTAGCCGGACCGGAGGGACCGGAGGGGTAGAGGAAGAGAGAGGGACCGCCGAAGCCGGAGGGACCGGAGGGGTAGAGGAAGAGAGAGGGACCGCCGAAGCCGGAGGGACCGGAGGGGTAGAGGAAGAGAGAGGGACCGCCGAAGCCGGAGGGACCGGAGGGGTAGAGGAAGAGAGAGGGACCGCCGAAGCCGGAGGGACCGGAGGGGTAGAGGAAGAGGGACCGATGTACTGGACCGAAGGGTACTGTACTTAAGAGTCCCCTCTTATAGTTAATAAGAGGCCTCCTTCCCCCGTCCTATAACTCTTATAAACCGAAGGGTACTGGACCTCACCACGGAGGACCGATGTGCTGGACCGAAGGGTACCGATGTACTGGACCGCCGAAGCCGGAGCTAGTAAGTTTTCCCCTTATAAATAAGTTTAGCTAGACCCCTTCGGTCTAAACTTATTTATAAGGGGAAAACTTCCTCGCCCCTCGTAGGCCGGGGCGGCCTACGAGCCCGGAGGGGTAGAGGAAGAGGGACCGATGTACTGGACTTACTTAAGAGTCCCCTCTTATTTAATTTATTAGGTCTTAAAGTAAGAAGGAACTCTTATAAACCGAAGGGTACTGGAGCTCACCACTTCTTCGGCGTACTGGAGCGAAAGGGGAACCACTAGACTTAAGAGAGATAGAGAGAGTCCCCTCTTATTTAATTTATTAGGTCTTAAAGTAAGAAGGAACTCTTATAAACCGAAGGGTAATAGACCTCACCACGTACTGGACCGAAGGGTACTGGACTAAACCTCAGCAGAAGGGCTTTCCTTTGTGCTCTTAACTCTCCCCTTCTGCAAGCAGCAGAAGACCTAACAAGTAAGAGGGCTGCTTCTTTCCCTAATAGGTTTTCCTCTACCCCTCCGGCCTCTACCACTTCGTTCCAGAGCACCGTAGGGAACCGGTGAGGTTCCTTTTCCCTTATAATTTTAGCTAGACCCCTTCGGTCTAAACTTATAAGGGAAAAACCAAGGACATAATTAACTATAACTTATTAGGTTTTAGTTAATTATGTCCTTGGTTTTTCCCTTATAAGTTTAGACCGAAGGGGTCTAGCTAAAATTATAAGGGAAAAGGAACCTCACCGGTTCCCTACGGTGCTCTGGAACGAAGTGGTAGAGGCCGGAGGGGTAGAGGAAAACCTATTAGGGAAAGAAGCAGCCACCACCTTCGGTGCTTGGGCGTTCTACTTGTTCTCTCTTACTTATAAGTTTTGTGGCTAACTAGTTTGTTTATAAAGCGTGTGTTTAAATCTTTAACTGGTCTACGGCTCGCAGTTCTGAGAGCCGCCCTCGAAAGAGCAGCTCTTACCCTCTTCCCCTCGTAGGCCGCAGAAGGGCGGTCGGGGGCTCGGGGGCCCCTAGCCCCAAGTTGGGGCAGGGGCCCCCAACCCCAGCCCATACTATGGGCTGGGGGTCGGGGGCCCCCAGCCCATAGTATGGGCTGGGGTTGGGGGCCCCTGCCCCAACTTGGGGCTAGGGGCCCCCGAGCCCCCGACCCCCGAGCCTCTCCTTGGTTTTTCCCGTTAAAACTAAGTATAGTCTGACTATACTTAGTTTTAAAGGGAAAAACCAAGGAAGAGCCCAAGCACCGCTTTCCCTCCGGCGAGGAATTTTTACCATTATAAATAAGTATAGTCAGACTATACTTATTTATAATGGTAAAAATTCCTCGCCGGAGGGAAAGCGGAGGACAACGAGGCGGAGCAGCAGAAGCAGCGATTCCTGCAGAAGCAGCGATTCTTCTGCTGCAGCCCCCTCTTATCTTATAGACGGGGATACGAGTTCCTGGAGTTCGAGATGACCAGAGTTCTTGCACATATAAGTAAGTAAGAAGATTTACGCAGAAGGGCTTACTTACTTACTTACTTACTTACTTACTTACTTACTTACTTACTTACTTATAAGTGGGTAGAACTCTGTTTTATTTTCTTCTTTCATTTTAACCCCTTTCTCTTTGTGGAGAAAAGGTAGCTCTTTACGAGAGAGAAATACAGGCGTTCTTGAAGACTCTATAGCAGTTCTGAGAGCCGCTCGGTGCGGAGCAACCGCTCGGGGGTGGCCACCCCCTGGCCATCGAAGGGGCGGAGCACCCGGCGGGTGCTCCGCCCCTTCGATGGCCAGGGGGTGGCCACCCCCGAGCGGTTGCTCCGCACAAGAAGACCGGTGCTTCCTTTTCCCATTATAATTAACTATAACTAAGTTATAGTTAATTATAATGGGAAAAGGAAAGCAACCGGTCGGGGGTGGTCGGGGGCCCCAGCCTTGGGGCTGGGGCCCCCGAGCCACCCCCGACCGGTTGCTCCGCACCGAGCGGTTCTTACACCCTTTAACTACTGCGGCGAACAGAGCCTAGACAGACATGGAGGATTCCCCTGCTTGCAAGAATCCCTAGACGGGCCACTTATAAGTAAGTAAGAAGATTTACGCAGAGGGGCTTCCCGTAGGAAGACGTAGGTTATTTACTTATAAGACCGTAGCTTAAAGGAGCCGTAGCCGTGGCTGCTTCGCAGAAGACCGGAGGGTAGCCGGAGCCGTAGCCGTAGCCGGACCGAAGCCGTAGCCGTACCGGACCGGAGGGAAGGAAGGGACCGTAGGGTAGGCGAAGCGGAAGAGGGGAGGGAAGGAACCGGAGCCGTAGCCGGACCGGACCGAAGCCGAAGCCGTAGCCGGACCGAAGGGTAGCACCCGCCGGTTGCTCCGCCCCTTCGATGGCCAGGGGTTGGTCGGGGGGCCTTGGGGCTGGCCCCCCCCCGAGCCCCAGCCTTGGGGCTGGGGTCGGGGGCCCCTAGCCCCAACTTGGGGCAGGGGCCCCCAAGCCCTTCCTATGTTTTTCCCCTTAAAACTAAGTATAGCTAGACCCCTTCGGTCTATACTTAGTTTTAAGGGGAAAAACATAGGAAGAGCCCTCGAACCCCCGGAGCCGTACCGGACCGGACCGGAGGGACCGAAGGGTAGCAGAGCGTAAGAGGCCGAAGGGTAGCTCTGTCGGCCGAAGGGTAGCTCTGTCGGACGAAGTGGTAGAGGGAACCGGACCGGACTCGGGGGGCCCCCAGCCCATACTTGGGGCTGGGGGCCCCCGAGCCCCAGCCTTGGGGCTGGGGCTCGGGGGCCCCCAGCCCCAAGTATGGGCTGGCCCCCCCCGACCGGAGGGAAGGAAGGAAGGAGGCCGCCGTAGGGGATAGGGTAGCGAAGTGGTAGAGGGAGCCGGACCGGACCGAAGCCGGAGCCGTACCGAAGGGGAGGAGCCGAAGGGTAGTAGAGCGTAAGAGCTGGAGCCGTACCGGACCGGAGGGTAGCCGGAGGGTAGAAAGGAGCCGAAGGGTAGCAGAAAGAGAGAGGGGAGGGGAGAGCCGGACCGGACCGAACCGGAGGGAAGCCGGGCGGGGCGGAGCACCCGCCGGTTGCTCCGTCCCTTCGATGGCCCCTCGCTGGCCCCTCGATGGCCGGGGTGGCCATCGAACCCGGGACTATATGGCCGCCCGCCGAAGGAGGCCATCGAGGGGGTGGCCATCGAACCCAGCAGAAGGGGTGGCCACCCCCGGAGCCGTACCGGAGGGAAGGAGACGAAGTGGTAGAGGGAACCGGACCGGAGGGAAGGAGAGGAGACGAAGTGGTAGAGGGAGCCGGAGGGTAGAAGGGAGAGCCGGACCGAACCGGAGGGAAGGAGACGAAGTGGTAGAGGAGCCGGACCGGACCGGACCGAAGGGAAGGAGAGCCGGACCGGAGGGTAGCCGGAGGGTAGAAGGAAGGAAGGAAGGGCCGCCCGCCCCTCTTCCTATGTTTTTCCCATTATAATTAACTATAACAAAGTTATAGTTAATTATAATGGGAAAAACATAGGAAGAGGGGAAAGCCCATTTAAAATAAGTTGAGTCTAACTAAACTTATTTATAATGGGAAAAAACAAGGGTTCGATGGCCACCCCCCTCGATGGCCGGAAGAAGGGCGGCCATCGAGCCCCCGGCCTCCTTCGGCGGGCGGCCATCGAGCCCGCCGAAGGAGGCCTCCTTCTTTCCTTGTTTTTCTCCACCCCCTATATGGCCGGGTGGCGGCCATATAGCCCCTCCGGTTTAAAACTAAGTATAGCTAGACCCCTTCGGTCTATACTTAGGTTTAAGGGGGCCCCTAGCCCCAACTTGGGGCTAGGGGCCCCCGAGAAAAACCAAGGACAGGGCGGGTTAGATGGCCAGCCCGGCCATCGAGGGGACAGCGAGCAAGAACCGGCCCTTTTTACCTCCGGCTATGTTTTTCCCCTTATAATTAACTATAACTTTGTTATAGTTAATTATAAGGGGAAAAACATAGGAAGAGGGGACAGGCTTCTTCTTTCCCCTCTTCCTTGTTTTTTCCCTTAGAAATAAGTTTAGACCGAAGGGGTCTAGCTAAACTTATTTATAAGGGAAAAAACAAGGAAGAGGGAAAGAGGGGAGAGGGCCGTAGGGTAGGGAGGTAGGAAACGGAGCCGTAGCCGGACCGGAGGGAAGCCGGAGGGAAGAAGGAAGGGACCGTAGGGTAGGGAGCCGTAGCCGGAGGGGCGGTAGGAGGGAGGGAAAGAAACCGAAGGGTAGTGGGAAAGAAATGCTTTCTCCTAATAATGCTCAGCATAGCAGTAGCAGGGTTTTCCTCTTATAGGTAGGAGCACCCTCGAGCACAATGCAGGAGTTCTTGGTTCTCTTTCTCAGCAGCCGACTCTTCCATAGTAGGAGCACATAGCAGGAGTTCTTGGTTCTCTTTCGAAGCAGCCGCATCTTTCATAGCAGGGGCACCTAGTAAGTTTTCGCAGGGTTCTTGCACATAGCCGGAGCACAAGGCACATAGCAGGAACACAATGCTTTCTTATTAGGAAATGCAGGATGTATGGTGCTCTTTCCATAGCAGAATGAGAGCAGCTGGTCTCCCTTCCATTCCATAGTAGGACGGGTGTTCGAGAGGACCCAGGAGCACTAGGAGTTCGGGGACTCTTGCAGAACACCTAATGGCAGGAGCTGCTCCTCCTTAAAAGTGGGCTGCAGGAAGAGCTGCCCAAGAACCCATAGCAGGAGTCCATAAAAAGAGCACAATGCAGGAGCACATAAAAGAAAGAAGAAGGCACATAGCAGGAGCACTGCTGCTATGGAGAAAGCAGGAGCACATAAAAGAAAGAAGAAGGCACATATAAGTTTGGCAGGAGCACATAAAGGGAGGGCCAGCCGAAGAGCTTTCATTTCCTTATTTTCTTACTTATAAGTAAGTAAGTAAATACTTATAAGTAAGCCAGTACATCGGCTTATAAGAAATGCGGCGGTTATAAAGAAAGAGAGCAGACCACCCATAGGATTGACGCCCTCAAGAACTGCCGTCTATAAGAGAAGAACCCGCCCGGGAATTGAAAAGAAGGAAGAGTGGCATTTTAAGAGCAATGTTTAACTTACTTAGCGAAGCCTACTGGCTTACTTACTTACTTAGCGTAGCGGACTGGCTTAGCGTAGCGGACTGGCTTAGCGTAGCGGACTGGCTTACTTACTTATAAGTCTCCCTTCCCATATTGCAGATCTTATGGAGTTCTATCCTTTGATTTTGGGGAGAGCGGAGGGATCTCATATCCTTCTTACTTATAAGAGGAGTTCTATACATACCTATAAGTAAGTAAGCCCCTTATTGCTCCTCGAAAGAAATGGGCTCCCTTTTCTTCTGCTACGAAGTAGAAGAAGGCGGGCTCTCTGCGCGGGTGGCTGCTTCTTTCCTGCCCCTCATAGGCCGGGTCGGCCCTTCTTCCCTACGGCTTGGTTTTTCCCATTAAAAATAAGTTTAGACCGAAGGGGTCTAGCTAAACTAATTTTTAATGGGCTAGGAATTTTTACCATTATAAATAAGTATAGACCGAAGGGGTCTAGCTATACTTATTTATAATGGTAAAAATTCTCCCTTCGGACCCCTCGCTGAAGCAGCCGGGGCTCGATGGCCGACCCCGGCCATCGAGGGGGTGGCCAGCGAACCCTTGTTTTTTCCCTTTAGAAATAATTATAAGGAACTTATAATTATTTCTAAAGGGAAAAAACAAGGAAAGCCTTCTGCCTCGTAGGCCGCAGAAGGGCGGTCGGGGGCCCCAGCCCATACTATGGGCTGGGGCTCGGGGGCCCCAGCCCATAGTATGGGCTGGCCCCCCCCGAGCCTACGAGCCCGGTGCTTGGGAAAGCGGTGCTCTGGACCTTTCAGTCTCGTAGGCTCGAGGGGCCCCAGCCCATACTATGGGCTGGGGCCCCCCGAGCCCCAGCCCATAGTATGGGCTGGGTCCCCCGAGCCCCAGCCCATAGTATGGGCTGGGGCCCCCGACCGCCCTTCTGCGGCCTACGAGCCGGAGGGAAGGAGAGAGCCCGAAGGAGCTTTCCCTCCGGGCTCGTAGGCCGCCCTTCTTTCCCCTCGATGGCCCCTCGCTGAAGCAGCCGGGGTGGCTATAGAACCCGGGGGCTCGATGACCGGGGGCTGCCATCGAGCCCTGTCCTTGTTTTTTACCCTTAAACCTAAGTATAGACCGAAGGGGTCTAGCTATACTTAGTTTTAATGGAAAAAACAAGGAAAGAAGGAGGCCTCCTTCTTTCCTTGTTTTTTCCATTAAAACTAAGTATAGCTAGACCCCTTCGGTCTATACTTAGGTTTAATGGAAAAAACAAGGACAGGGCGGCCATATAGCCCCGGCCCTTCCTTCCTTCTCTCCCTTCCCTCTACCACTTCGTCTCCCCTCTACCACTTCGTTCCCTCCGGCTCCGGTACGGCTCCGGCTACCCTCCGGTCCGGTCCGGCTCCTCTACCACTTCGTTCCCTCCGGTCCGGTCCGGCCTTCTACCCTCCGGCCTTCCTCCCCTCTCTAGCTCTGCTACCCTTCGGCCTCCTACCCTCCGGCTCTACCACTTCGTTCCCTCCGGCTCCGGTACGGCTACGGCTCCGGCTACCCTCCGGTTCGGTCCAGTACGGCCTTCCCTCTTTCCCTCCGGTCCCTACGGCTCCGGCCTTCCCTCTTTCCCTCCGGTCCCTACGGCTCCGGCTTCCCTCCGGTTCGGTCCGGTCCGGCTATGTTTTTCCTCGGGGGCCCCTAGCCCCAAGTTGGGGCTAGGGGCCCCCAACCCTTTAAAATAAGTTTAGACCGAAGGGGTCTAGCTAAACTTAGTTTAAAGGGTTGGGGGCCCCTAGCCCCAACTTGGGGCTAGGGGCCCCCGAGGAAAAACATAGGAAGAGGGGAAGAGGGGCTCGTAGGACGCCCCCGGCCTACGAGGCAGAAGGGCGAGTTTACCATTATAAATAAGTATAGCTAGACCCCTTCGGTCTATACTTATTTATAATGGTAAAAAGATCTAGCCCTTTATAATTAACTATAACCTACTAAGTTATAGTTAATTATAATGGGAAAAACCAACGAAGCAGCCGCCGAAGGAGCCCCTTCTGCGCCCCTTCTGCGGAAGAAGGAGCCGAAAAGGGACTGTAAGGCAGAGGGGGCTTCTGTGGTTCTGAAACCGCAAGAATTCCATAGAGCAATAAGCGAGGTTAGAGAACGGCTCTTACTTATAAGCCGAAGAGTACTGGCTTACTTACGTATAAGAAATCCTTTAAAGCAGAACTCTTATAAATATAAATAAATTAAATAAATCTAAATAAAGTGGCTTTCCCTAGTGGGATCTCATAAAAACCTATAGCAGGATTCCCTCCTTTAAGGGCGTCCTGTGGTTCTTGCAAGAACTCCATAGAGCACTAAGCGAGGGTAGTATCAACTTCTTACCGAAGGGTACTGGCTTACTCTCTTACTTACTCTCTTACTTACTCTCTTACTTACTCTCTTACTTACTCTCTTACTTACTCTCTTACTTACTCACTTACTTACTCTCTTACTTACTTACTTACTTACTTACTTACTTACTTACTTACTTACTTATAAGAATATTCTCTTAATAAAGTTTTTGTTTCAAATGAAGTATTATGTATTCCTTATTATCTAATTAATGTTCTAAAAAAGTAATTTTATGTTATTATATATATAGCGTTCTATTTTTCTTATTAGTATAGAATATAATACTGATATTTTTCTTAATTTAATTAAGTTTTAATATATCTACAATTTTAAAATCAGCTATAAAACCCTTTTGTTCTTGCAAGAAACTCCTTGGTTTTTCGGCCCCTAGCCCCAAGTTGGGGCTTTCCTTGGTTTTTCCCCTTAAACCTAAGTATAGTCAGACTATACTTAGGTTTAAGGGGAAAAACCAAGGACGGGCCCCCGACCATTATAATTAACTATAACTTAGTTATAGTTAATTATAATAGGGCTTTCCCCTCTTCCCCTCTTCCTGGGGTTCGATGGCCACCCCGGCCATATAGGGGCCCGGGGGTGGAGAAAACATAGCCGTACCTTACCGAACCGGAGGGTAGCCGGAGGGTGGAAGGGAGAGCCGGAGCCGTAGCCGTAGCCGGACCGGAGGGTAGCCGGAGGGTAGCCGGAGGGTAGAAGGAAACGGAGCCGTAGCCGGACCGGAGGGTAGCCGGAGCCGTAGGGACTCGGGGGCTCGGGGGCCCCAGCCCCAAGTATGGGCAGGGGCCCCCAACCCCAGCCCATAGTATGGGCTGGGGCTCGGGGGCCCCAGCCCATAGGCTGGGGCCCACCCGACCGGAGGGAAAGAGGGAAGGAACGTAGGGTAGGGAGCCGTAGCCGGAGGGGTCGGGGGGCCCCAGCCTATGGGCTGGGGCCCCCGAGCGGAACGAAGTGGTAGAGGGGAACAAAGGGCCGGGCTATATGGCCGCCCTTCTTCCGGCCATCGAGGGGGGGGTGTCCATCGAACCCTATGTTTTTCCCCCTTCGGACCCCTCGTAGGCCACCCCTCGATGGCCGGGGGTGGCCATCGAACCCCCGGCCTCCTTCTTTCCTTGTTTTTCTCCGCCCCTCCGGTTTAAAACTAAGTATAGCTAGACCCCTTCGGTCTATACTTAGGTTTAAGGGGGCCCCTAGCCCCAACTTGGGGCTAGGGGCTCGGGGGCCCCTAGCCCCAAGTTGGGGCTAGGGGCCCCCAACCCCCGAGGAAAAACAAGGACAGGGCGGCCATCGAGCCCCGGCCTTTCCTTGGTTTTTCCTATTATAATTAACTATAACTTTGTTATAGTTAATTATAATGGGAAAAACCAAGGGTTCGATGGCTCGGGGGTTGGGGGGGGGTCCCAGCCTTGGGGCTGGGGCCCCCAAGCCTACGAGCAGGAGGGAAGGAGAGAGGGGGCTCGTAGGCCGACCTTATGCGGCCTACGAGGGGTCCGAAGGGGGAAAGATCTTTTGCTGGAGAGCCGTATATGCTGGTTCACGTACGGTTCTTCTTGGACCTCCTTTTAAAGGCGCGGTTGTTAAAAGGGAAAAGTCTAGTTTCATACTAACTCTTACTTATAAGTAAGTAAGACCTTGCTCTTTTGCTCTTTCTTTTGCTCTTTCTTTTGCTCTTTCTTTTGCTCTTTTGTAAGACCTATTTATTTTTTGTTTAGGAACAAAAGGAAAGCAGGAAAGAAGAAATTAGAAATATAACAAAAAAAGTATATGTGTATTTAAAAAGTAAAAAAAAAAGAAAGAATTTTAGTAAAGCTTGTTAACATAAGTTTTTTAGAAAATACCATTAGGAGGACCAAGTGGAAACACTTTTTAACGGAACACTAACGGTGGGGGGTCGTGACCAAGAAACAACTGGTTTTGCATGGTGGGCAGGAAATGCTCGTTTAATTAATTTATCTGGTAAACTATTAGGTGCACATGTGGCACATGCTGGGTTAATTGTTTTTTGGGCAGGTGCAATGAACTTATTTGAAGTTAGTCATTTTGTTCCTGAAAAACCTATGTATGAACAAGGTTTAATTTTATTACCACATCTTGCTACATTAGGTTATGGTGTAGGTCCAGGTGGTGAAGTACTTGATACTTTTCCATACTTTGTTTCAGGTGTTCTACATTTAATTTCTTCGGCTGTATTAGGTTTTGGTGGGGTATATCACTCATTAATTGGTCCTGAAACGTTAGAAGAATCATACCCATTCTTTGGCTATGTTTGGCGAGACAAAAATAAAATGACTAATATTTTAGGTTATCATTTAGTAATTTTAGGTTGCGGGGCTCTACTTTTAGTTCTAAAAGCATTATACTTTGGTGGTGTATATGATACATGGGCGCCGGGTGGTAAACGAACAAACTGCCACCTTCCAGTGAAAGCTGGAATTCAAAAAAACTGCTTAAACAGGGGAACTCTTAACCACCTTTTAAGAACAAGGTTAAGACAATCCTGTATCAACGCTCGTATTTTTCAAAAATATTCCTAGGTTTTTGTTTTTTTTTTTTTATGTAAGGATTTTTTTGTGTTGCACCTTTACAAGGGGGCGTTTAGCTTAAAACAATGTTTAGTTTTTCCCCGCAGAAGACCCCTTCGGTCCTTTCAGTCTGAAAGGACCGAAGGGGTCTTCTGCGGGGACTTCCTAGCAAGAAGACCTATTTGTTTGTTACAAGAAATAATATTTTATCAAACAATTTAGCGAAAAATGCTTTAAATTTCTTTAATGCTTGTGGTCTGAGTCTGGACTTTACGAAATTGTTTGTAAAGTTAATGGTAAACGTTACATTGGTATAGCAAAGTTCTAGATATACTCGGCCAACACTCACGCAGTTTATTTAAAGGCGAATCTGCTATGAACTCCAAATGGAATCAATTTGGTTATAATCAATTTGAAGCATATGTAATTTGTATTGGCCTTCTGCAAGAAGAGTGGGGCTCTTCCTTGGTTTTCCTCTACCCCTCCGGCGAGGAAGTTTCTCCCTCCTACCCTCCGGCTCCGGCTTATAAATAAGTTTAGACCGAAGGGGTCTAGCTAAACTTATTTATAAGCCGGAGCCGGAGGGTAGGAGGGAGAAAAGAAAGGGTCCAGGCTCCGGCTTAAAACTAAGTATAGCTAGACCCCTTCGGTCTATACTTAGTTTTAACGGGAAAAACCAAGGAGAGGCTCGGGGGGGGGGGGCCAGCCCCAAGGCTGGAGCAGGGGTCTGGGGCCCCTAGCCCCAACTTGGGGCAGGGGCCCCCAAGCCCGTTCTTGGTTTTCTCCCTCCTACCCTCCGGCTCCGGCTTAAAACTAAGTATAGCTAGACCCCTTCGGTCTATACTTAGTTTTAAGGGTCGGGGGCCCCTAGCCCCAACTTGGGGCTAGGGGCCCCCGAGGAAAAACCAAGGAAGAGCCCCCGACCTACGAGGGGAAAGTCGTCAAATACGTTAAAAAAAAGAAAAACAACTTATAAGTACACTCCTGCTTAGCAGAAGTTTAGAATACCATATGCAATTGTAGAAACGAAACAGATTTATTTGTGAAAGGGATTCGCTATAACAGTATTGGTGAAGCTAGTCGTATGACTGGTGAATCTGAAACCAGAATTCGCATAAAATTAAATAATAATACTCCTGTTTTTGTTTTAAAATTCTTGAATTAAACATGGTTATGAACCTATTCTTGCAAATGGCAAATTCTATGCATCTATAAATAATGCTATAGCAGCTGGAGAAGCAAAAGTGGCAATGCGTAGATTAAAAAATCCTAAATATAAAGATTGGACACTGAAAAACAAAAAAATAAAGTTAATAAAACACCTAAGGAAAGGAATAGAAAAATTTCGAGAGGGATCTAACGACTATCCCTTTATGGGAGTAGTGGCCAAGTGGCTACGAAACGGCAGTGACCTGTACTTGTTATTAATTGGTCAAGAACACATAAAACATTACATACATTTATACATATTTCTAAAAATTAGTTTATAAAAAATAGTATGTAACTTTGGCTAATAAACAAAGGGTTAAGATATAGTCTGATCTTTACAGTGATGTAAAGCGGTATCTAAAATTTTTAGATAAACCGGAGCAAATTAACGACTTGCTTGAACATTTTTAAATGGGCGATGTTCGTATTATTACAAATCCAACAACAAATGCTGCTGTTATTTTTGGGTATTTAGTAAAATCTCCGTGGGGTGGTGATGGTTGGATTTGTAGCGTTGATAACTTAGAAGACATTATTGGTGGACACCTATGGATTGGTCTATTATGTATTTTTGGCGGCTTATGGCATATTTATACAACACCATGGCCTTGGGCACGTCGTGCTTTTGTATGGTCTGGTGAAGCTTATTTATCTTATAGTTTAGCGGCAATTTCGGTAATGGGTTTCATTGCTTGTTGTTTTTCATGGTTTAACAATACTGCTTATCCTAGTGAGTTTTATGGTCCTACAGGTCCTGAAGCTTCACAAGCTCAAGCTTTTACTTTCCTTGTTCGTGACCAACGTTTAGGGGCCAATGTAGCATCTGCTCAAGGTCCTACTGGTTTAGGGAAATATTTAATGCGTTCTCCAACTGGTGAAATTATTTTCGGTGGTGAAACTATGCGTTTCTGGGATTTCCGTGGCCCTTGGGTTGAACCTCTACGCGGTCCTAATGGTTTAGATTTAAATAAATTAAAATTTGATATTCAACCATGGCAAGAACGTCGTGCTGCTGAATATATGACTCATGCACCTTTAGGTTCTTTAAACTCTGTTGGTGGTGTTGCTACTGAAATTAACGCTGTAAACTTTGTTAGCCCTCGTTCTTGGTTAGCTTGTTCACATTTCTGTTTAGGTTTCTTTTTCTTTATCGGTCACTTATGGCATGCTGGTCGTGCTCGTGCTGCGGCAGCTGGTTTTGAAAAAGGTATTGATCGTGTAGATGAACCTGTACTTTCTATGCGTCCATTAGACTAACCGAAGGGTATTCTTAAAAAAAAAATATAGAATAAATAAGATAGATTAAATAAAATTAATATTTATTAATTAGTATTAATAAATATTAATTTTATTTAATCTATCTTATTTACTAATAAGTTTCCTTATTAAGTAGCTAAATAGATACTTTATAGCAGGATTTCTTACTTACTTATAAGAAAAGACAAGAAGAAAAAATGAATGCGTTTACTGTTGCTCCTACTTACTTACTTATAAGAGACTATACCCTTTCAGTGGGGCAGGAAAGAAGAAGCCCTCAAGGAACACCACTGCTTCTTAAAGGCTTAAAGGCGAGAAGCAGCCGTTCCTGCTGAAAGCAGGGGCTCTCTGCAGGAAGACCTCTTTAAGAAACTGCGCATAAGGGGCGCAGTTTGTTTTCCCCTCTCCCTCTCTTCCTCTACCCCTCCGGTCGGGGGGCCCCAGCCCATACTTGGGGCTGGGGGTCGGGGGCCCCTAGACCGAAGGGTCCCAGACTATGGGCAGGGGCGCCCGTCCTTGGTTTTTCGGCCCCCTCGTTGGCCGGGGGCGGCCAACGAGCCCCTAGCCCCAAGTCTGGGCGGGGCCGCCTTCGGTCTAGGGGTTGGGGGCCCCTGCCCCAACTTGGGGCTAGGGGCCCCCGAGCCCCATTAAAACTAAGTATAGCTAGACCCCTTCGGTCTATACTTAGTTTTAAGCCGGAGCCGTAGGGAGCGAAGCGTAAGAGCCGGAGGGTAGGAGGAAAACCAAGAGAGAGCCTTAGGGGACCCCAGCCTTGGGGTTGGGGGCCCCCAGCCCATACTTGGGGCTGGGGGCCCCCGAGCTGGGGCTCGGGGGCCCCCAGCCCCAAGTATGGGCTGGGGCCCCCAACCCCCGAGTCCCTCCGGTCTTCTGCGGCTACCCCTCCGGTCCCTCCGGTCTTCTGCGGCTACCCCTCCGGCTACCCCTCCGGCTCCTTCCCTCCGGTCCGGCTTCGGCGGTTTGTTTGTTTGTTAAGAGTCCTAGCCCTTCCCTCTCTTCTCTCTTATAAGTAAGTAAGAAAGAAAGGGGCATTTCTTTTCTTCCATAGCACCCCTGTACCCCTTTGTACCCTACGGTTCTCTCCTTCCCTGTACCCCTTTGTACCCTACGGTTCTCTCCTTCCCTGTACCCCTTTGTTCTCTCCTTCCCTGTACCCTTCGGTTACTTTGTTAAGAGTCCTAGCCCTTCCACTATAGGGGTTCTTATTAGGTTGTTAAGAGTCCTAGCCCTTCCCTATAGGGTCTTGTTAGTTAAGAGTCCTAGCCCATTACTAACTAATCCCCCTCTCTTAAAAGAAAGAAACCGAAGGGTAGAGGGAAACCGTAGGGGTAACCAGAGGGTAGAGTGAAACCGTAGGGTTAACCAGAGGGTAGAGGGAACCCGTAGGGGTAAGGGTAGAGGGAAAGGGTAGAGGAAAGGGTAGAGGGTAACCAGAGCCGTAGCCGTAGGGAACGAAGTGTAAGAGGGAGGAGGCTCGGGGGTTGGGGGCCCCAGCCCCAAGGCTGGGGTTGGGGGCCCCTGCCTTGGGGCTGGGGGCCCCCGAGCCCCCGACCGGAGGGAAAGAGGGAAGGCCGGAGCCGTAGGGACCGGAGGGGAAAGAGGGAAGGCCGGAGCCGTAGGGACCGGAGGGAAAGAGGGAAGGCCGGACCGGACCGGAGGGTAGCCGGAGCCGTACCGAAGCCGGAGGGAACGAAGTGGTAGAGCCGGAGGGTAGGAGGCCGAAGGGTAGCAGAGCGTAAGAGGGAAGGGAACGAAGTGGTAGAGGGAGCCGGACCGGAGGGTAGCACCCGCCGGTTGCTCCGCCCCTTCGATGGCTCGGGGGGGCCCAGCCTTGGGGCTGGGGTTGGGGGCCCCTGCCCCAAGGCTGGGGGCCCCCGAGCCCCCGAGCCCCCGAGCACCAGCCCCAAGGCTGGGGCCCCCCGAGCCCTCGCTGAAGCAGCCGGGGTGGCCATCGAACCCAGCAGAAGGGGTGGTCGGGGGTTGGGGGTGGCCCCAGCCCCAAGGCTGGGGCCACCCCCAACCCCCGGGCCATCGAACCCCCGGAGCCGTACCGGACCGGACCGGAGGGAAGGAGCCGAAGGGTAGCAGAGCGTAAGAGGCCGAAGGGTAGCAGAAAGAGAGAGGACGAAGTGGTAGAGGGAACCGGACCGGAGCCGGACCGAAGGGTAGCCGGAGGGTAGAAGGAACCGGAGGGTAGGAGCCGTAGGGTAGACGAAGTGGTAGAGGGAGCCGGAGCCGTAGGGACCGGAGGGAAAGAGGGAAGGAAGGGCCGGGGCTATATGGCCGCCCTTCTTACGAAGCAGCCCGGGGTGGCCATCGAATCCTATGTTTTTCCATTTATAAATAACTATAACTAAGTTATAGTTAATTATAAATGGAAAAACATAGGGTTCGTAGGCCACCCTTCTGCCTCGATGGCTGCTTCGCAGAAGGGGCGTCCATCGAGCCTGCTTCTACGAGGGGTCCCCGGGCTCGTAGGCCGCCCCCTCGATGGCTCGGGGGTTGGGGGCCCCAGCCCCAAGTATGGGCTGGGGCCCCCAACCCCCGACCTCCTTCTTTCCTTGTTTTTTCGGCCCCTAGCCCCAAGTCTGGGCGGGGCCGCCTTCGGTCTAGGGGCCCCCAACCCTTTAAACTAAGTATAGCTAGACCCCTTCGGTCTATACTTAGTTTAAAGGGTTGGGGGGCCCCTAGACCGAAGGCGGCCCCGCCCAGACTTGGGGCTAGGGGCCGAAAAAACAAGGACAGGGCGGCCATCGAGCCTGCTTCTACGAGGGGGAGAATTTTTACCATTATAAATAAGTTTAGCTAGACCCCTTCGGTCTATACTTATTTATAATGGTAAAATTACTAGCCCCAATTACTAGCACTATTTCTTAGTAAGAATCTTAATTTTTTCTAGAACCCCTTTTACTGTTTCTTTATTTTTTTTTTTAAGTATAATATAAATTAGACCCCTACCCTACGGCTCTCTCTTAGGTAAGTTTTTCCCCCTCGTTGGGTTCGAAGGCCACCCCCTCGTTGGCCTCCTTCTTTCCTTGTTTTTTCCCTTAAACCTAAGTATAGTCAAACTATACTTAGGTTTAAGGGAAAAAACAAGGAAAGGGCGGCCAACGAGCCCCTACCCTACGGCTCTCTCTATGTTTTTCCTCGGGGGCCCCTAGCCCCAAGTTGGGGCTAGGGGCCCCCAACCCTTAAACCTAAGTATAGACCGAAGGGGTCTAGCTATACTTAGGTTTAAGGGTTGGGGGCCCCTAGCCCCAACTTGGGGCTAGGGGCCCCCGAGGAAAAACATAGGAGAGGCCGGAAGAAGGGCGGCCATCGAGCCCCGGCTTCTTCAACGAGGGGCTCGGGGGCCCCCAGCCCCAAGTTGGGGCTGGGGGCCCCAACCTCCTTCTTTCCTTGTTTTTTGGCCCCCTCGTTGGCCGGGGGCTCGTTGGCCGCCCCCGGCCAACGAGGGGGCGGCCAACGAGCCCCTAGCCCCAAGTCTGGGCGGGGCCGCCTTCGGTCTAGGGGCCCCATTAAAACTAAGTATAGCTAGACCCCTTCGGTCTATACTTAGTTTTAATGGAAAAAACAAGGACAGGGTCGGGGGCCCCAGCCCATACTATGGGCTGGGGCTCGGGGGGGGGGCCCAGCCCATAGTATGGGCTGGGCCCCCCCCCGAGCCTCTCCTTGGAAATTCCCTTTTTAATGAACTATAACTTTGTTATAGTTCATTAAAAAGGGAATTTCCAAGGAAGAGCCCCGGCCCTTCCTTCCTTCTACCCTCCGGCCTTCCCTCTTACGCTTCGCTCCCTACGGCTCCGGCTACCCTCCGGTCCGGCTCTCCCTCCCTTCTTCCCTACGGCTACGGCTTCGGTCCGGCTCTCCCCTCCCCTCTACCACTTCGTCCTCTTACGCTCTGCTACCCTTTCCCCTACGGCGGCCTCTTCCCTCCGGTCCGGTACGGCTCCGGCTCTTACGCTCTGCTACCCTTCGGCCTCCTACCCTCCGGCTCTACCACTTCGTTCCCTTCGGCTCCGGTACGGCTCCGGCTTCGGTTCGGTCCGGCTATGTTTTCTCCACCCCCTATATGGCCGCAGAAGGGGTTGGGGGTCGGGGGCCCCTAGCCCCAACTTGGGGCAGGGGCCCCCAAGCCCGTTCTTGGTTTTTGGCCCCTAGCCCCAAGTTGGGGCTAGGGGCCCCCTTAAACCTAAGTATAGTCTGACTATACTTAGGTTTAAGGGGGCCCCTAGCCCCAACTTGGGGCTAGGGGCCAAAAACCAAGGAAAGCCCCAACTTGGGGCTAGGGGCCCCCGAGCGGCCATATAGCCCCTTCGGTTTATAATTAACTATAACTTTGTTATAGTTAATTATAAGGGGAAAAACATAGGAAGAGGGGAGAGGCCTCCTTCGGGTTCGATGGCCACCCCGGCCCGGGGGAGGGCGGCCATCGAGCCCCCAACCATACTTCCTCTAATTCTTTATTATTGTACTTTCTTTTTTTATTTATTATTCCCTTCTTCTGCTGCCTTTAACCGAAGCTTAACCGGAGGGAAAGAGGCAGCGATTCCTGCAGCCGGAGGGGTAGCTTAAAGGACCGGAGGGACCGGAGGGGGTAGCCGGAGGGAAAGAGAGAGAGAGGCTCTCCTCCCCCTCCGGTGCGGCTTTCCCCTCTCTCTTGGTTTTCCCCTCTACCACTTCGTTCCGCTCGGGGGCCCCAGCCCCCCAAGTTGGGGCTTTCCTTGTTTTTTCCCCTTAAACCTAAGTATAGTCTGACTATACTTAGGTTTAAGGGGAAAAAACAAGGACGGCTCGGGGGCCCCCAGCCCCAAGTTGGGGCTGGGGGCCCCCGACCCCTCCGGCTACGGCTCCTACCCTCCGGTTCCTTCCTCCCTCCCTCCCCTCTTACGCTCTGCTACCCTTCGGTCCCTACGGCTACGGCTCCGGCTACCTCCGGTCCGGCTACGGCTCCGGCCTCTAACGCTTCGCTCCGCCCCTCCGGCGTTGGTGAGGTTAGAATTTTAGACCGAAGGGGTCTAGCTAAACTTATTTATAATAGGAAAGGGGTTCGTAGGCCACCCCGGCCTACAAGGGGAAAGCGGAGAGAGAGGGTAAAAGCACGAAGGAGCCCCAGGGTCTTCCTCCTGTTTAAAGAGCACGAAGAACAGCAGTTCTGCGAACCCAGAGGCTCTTAGGTTGTTCCTCCATTACTATTCTAAGTAACTAGGGTTAATTAGAATAGTAATGGAGCCTACCCTTATTAAGAGTATGGAGACCTTTTTGTTTCTTACTTAGGAGCACCATTTTAACTTACTTACTTATAAGTAAGTAAGAATCGAATTAGTTATAATGCTTTACGCCCTTCGGTCCTTTCTTCTGTTCTTCTTCTCCTAATAGGTTTTTCCCCCTTCGGACCCCTCTCTCTCCGCTTTCCCCTCTTTAAAAGAGGTTACCATTATAAAATAATGGCAATTTAAATATAATTAATTATAATGGTAAAAACCTATTAGGGGTTCGATGGCTCTTCCTTGTTTTTTCCCCCTCGTTGGCCGGGGGCGGCCTCTCCTTGGAAATTCCCTTTTTAATGAACTATAACAAAGTTATAGTTCATTAAAAAGGGAATTTCCAAGGAGAGGCCGCCCCCGGCCAACGAGGGGGAAAAAACAAGAACGGGCTTGGGGGCCCCTGCCCCAAGTTGGGGCTAGGGGCCCCGACTCTTCTTTGGTTTTTCCTCGGGGGCCCCTAGCCCCAAGTTGGGGCTAGGGGCCCCCGACCATTAAAATGAACTATAACTTAGTTATAGTTCATTTTAATGGTCGGGGGCCCCTAGCCCCAACTTGGGGCTAGGGGCCCCCGAGGAAAAACCAAGTCCGGGCCCCCAGCCCCAAGTTGGGGCAGGGGCCCCCAACCCCAGCCCCAAGGCTGGGGCCCCCTACCACCCGCCGAAGGGGGGCTGCTTCGTAAGAAGGGCGGCCATCGAGCCCCTTCGATGGCCAGGGGGTGGCCACCCCCTGCCATCGAGGGGGGTGGCCACCCCCGGGTTCGAAGGCCTCCCCCTCGATGGCCTCCTTCTTTCCTTGGTTTTTCCTCGGGGGCCCCTAGCCCCAAGTCTGGGCGGGGCCGCCTTCGGTCTAGGGGCCCCCTTAAACCTAAGTATAGACCGAAGGGGTCTAGCTATACTTAGTTTTAAACCGGAGGGGTGGAGAAAACCAAGGAAGGGCTCGGGGGCCCCAGCCCCAAGGCTGGGGCTCGGGGGCCCCTGCCCCAAGTATGGGCAGGGCCCCCGAGCTGGGGCTCGGGGGCCCCAGCCCCAAGTAGGGGCAGGGGCCCCCGAGTCCCTACGGCTACGGCTCCGGTTTCCCTACGGTCCTCTCCTCTACCACTTCGTCCGACAGAGCTCTGCTACCCTTCGGTCCCTCCGGTACGGCTCCGGCTACCCTCCGGTCCGGCTACGGCTCCGGCTCCCTCCTACCCTACGGCTCCGGCTCTCTCTTTTCGCTCCCTACGGCTCCGGTCGGGGGGGGGCCAGCCCCAACCCATAGTTGGGGCTGGGGCCACGAGCTCCGGCTTAAAACTAAGTTTAGCTAGACCCCTTCGGTCTAGACTTATTCCTTCTTTAAGGGGGTTGGACCCTTATTTAGTTATAAGACCCCTTATTTACTTATTTGTACCTTTATTTACTTATAAGTACCTTTATTTACTTATAAGACCTTTTATTTACTTATTTATACCCTTATTTACTTATAAATACACTTATTTACTTATTTGGACATTTATTTACTTATTTGGGCCCCCCCCGAACCCCGAGGCAACGAGGGGTTGGGGGCCCCTAGCCCCAACTCTGGGCGGGGCCGCCTTCGGTCTAGGGGCCCCCGAGGAAAAACTTACCTAAGAGAGAGGCGTAGGGTAGGGGAAAAACCAAGAGAGAGCCGTAGGGGACCCAAGGAAGAGGGGGAAAGAAAAAGAGCAAGAGTGCGAAGAAAGGCCCAACCCGGCAAAGGAGCCCTAATAAAGGTTGTATTAATTAACCACATAAATTTAAAATAATAATAGGGGCTCGAACGCCTTTCTCTACTTTCTTCTTTATGGATTAAATAGAAGAAAGCTTTCTTTATAGGTTTTATGTTTATGCCTTCAAAGAACCATAAGTTAAATAAAGATATTTATCATTCTGGTAAAAAGACATACTTACTTACCATAAGTTAAGTTTATAAAGAGTTTTATAAACCCTTTTAATATGTAGAGTTAAATAAAGTGTTTTATTAAACATGGGCTTATATAGTTATTATTACTGGCTTCTTATAAATCTAAACCAATTAGTGTAAGGAAAGTGCAGAGAAAGCCTTCGAAGAAGCAGAAGGCCGGAGCCTTTGGGGACCAGAGGAAAGGCCTTGGCTACATTCCATAAGGTCACCCTTCTTGGTGGCCTTCTGCTTCGATGTCCAGAGCAGTTAAGGCCGCCCTGTCCTTGTTTTTTCCCCCTCGTTGGGTTCGCAGGCCACCCCGGCCAACGAGGGGCCGCAGAAGGGGCGGCCAACGAGCCCCTTAAAACTAAGTATAGACCGAAGGGGTCTAGCTATACTTAGTTTTAAGGGGCTCGTTGGCCGCCCTTTCCTTGTTTTTTCCCTTAAACCTAAGTATAGTTTGACTATACTTAGTTTTAAGGGAAAAAACAAGGAAAGAAGGAGGCCAACGAGGGGGGAAAAAACAAGGAAAGAAGAAGGGCTTTCCTTTAATGGTTAACTAGATGTCCCAACACCAAAGGCTTTCCTTCGGCTCCTTTGGTGTTGGGACATCCAGTCAATAGTTGGTATTCAAACAACCTATAACTTATACAGGGTTGTTCCCACAACCTATAAGTTCTAGTTTGTTACCACAAACAACCTATAAGTTTAAGAAAGAGTTTGTTACCACAAACAACATATAAGTAAGTAAGTCCTTTAAGTAAGTGGGGCTCTTCCTTTCTCCCTCCCCTCTCTAGCTTCGCTCCCTACGGCTCCGGTCGGGGGCCCCCAGCCCCAACTCTGGGACCCTTCGGTCTGGGGGCCCCCGAGCTCCGGCTTAAAACTAAGTATAGCTAGACCCCTTCGGTCTATACTTAGTTTTAAGCCGGAGCTCGGGGGCCCCCAGACCGAAGGGTCCCAGAGTTGGGGCTGGGGGCCCCCGACCGGAGCCGTAGGGAGCGAAGCTAGAGAGGGGAGGGAGAAAGGACGGCCCCCCCGAGCCATCGAACCCCCGCTACCCTCCGGTCTTCTGCGAAGCAGCACCGGCTACGGTCGGGGGGCCCCAGCCCCCAACTATGGGCTGGGGCCCCCGAGCTCCGGTACGGCTACGGGACGGCTACGGTCCGGTAAGGGACGGCTACGGTACGGCCCGGCTTACCTACGGTGCTCCGGTTCTCTGCGGTTCCCCTATTACTTGTTAGGTCTTTAAAAGGCTCCTTCGGAGAGCCCATTTAAAAAACAATAACTTGTAACATTCCAAATGCTACCCACCACCTTACTGTCGCAACAATAATAATTAAAGTTTCTCTTTAACTGGCATCTCTTATTTGTTTGTTTGCCTGTACCCTTCGGTTATTTGCCTGTACCCTTCGGTTAATAAGTTTGCTTTCTTCGGTTAATTGCCTCTACCCTTCGGTTAATATGTTTGTTAAACTGCTGGTTCCCTCTTCACCACAAGCCACACGGAAGAATTATTATAAGAACGCCCTAATAAGAATCCCTTCTTACTTATAAGTAGCCCAGATCCTTCCCTTGCTATAATTTGTTTCTCTTATAAGTAAGTAAGTTAGTAAGCCTTGGCTCTTCTGCGCCTTCCCTCTACCCTTCGGTTTTTTTCAAGTTTCACACGCGTTTTAAACAATAACTGGTAATCTCTTATTTGCCTGTACCCTTCGGTTATTTGTTAAACTGCTGCTCTTCACCACTTCGCCTTCCTTTTAAAGGCGGCTCTTCCTTGTTTTTTCGGCCCCTAGCCCCAAGTTGGGGCTTTCCTTGGTTTTTCTCGGGGGCCCCTAGCCCCAAGTTGGGGCTAGGGGCCCCCAACCCCTTAAACCTAAGTATAGTCTGACTATACTTAGGTTTAAGGGGAAAAACCAAGGACGGGCTTGGGGGCCCCTGCCCCAAGTTGGGGCTAGGGGCCCCCGACCCCCAACCGTTAAAACTAAGTATAGACCGAAGGGGTCTAGCTATACTTAGTTTTAACTGGAAAAAACAAGGACGGGCTTTTCCTTGGTTTTCTCCACCCCTTCGGTTTAAAATGAACTATACCTAAGTTATAGTTCATTTTAAACCGAAGGGGTGGAGAAAACCAAGAACGGGCTTGGGGGCCCCTGCCCCAAGTTGGGGCTAGGGGCCCCCGACCCCTGCCTTCTGCCAAGTTGGGGCTAGGGGCCCCCGACCCCCAGCCCCAAGTTGGCAGAAGGCAGGGGCCCCCAACCCCTGCCTTCTGCCAAGTATGGGCTTTCCTTTCTCCCTCCCCTCTTACGCTTCGCTCCCTACGGCTCCGGTCGGGGGCCCCCAGCCCCAACTCTGGGACCCTTCGGTCTGGGGGCCCCCGAGCTCCGGCTTAAAACTAAGTATAGACCGAAGGGGTCTAGCTATACTTAGTTTTAAGCCGGAGGACCCTTTCTTTTCCTCTTACGCTTCGCTCCCTCCAGCTTATAAATAAGTTTAGCTAGACCCCTTCGGTCTAAACTTATTTATAAGCCGGAGCCGTAGGGAAGGAGGGAGAAACTTCCTCGCCGGAGGGGTAGAGGAAAACCAAGAGAGAGCCGTAGGGGACCCCAGCCCCAAGTATGGGCTGGGCCCCCCCGAGCCAACTCTAAGCAGCAATGTATAAGAATTTCTTACTCTCTTACTAACTATAAGACCCTTCTCACAGAAGAAGAACCCCGTGCGTGGGTGTGAAGAAAGATAGAAGACCAGGAAGCCATGGAAGTATGGCCTGCTCTATGCGGTTCTTGAAAAACACCGGTCTCTGACCAGTTCGGGAGAGTTCTTGTGTGAAGTCTGGCCTGCTCTATGCGGTTCTTGAAGAACACCGGTCTTACTCTTTATAGAAACCACTTAAAGAGTGAATAAGTCAGCGTGATAAAAAAAAACCGCTTTAAACAAAAAGCCGGAACTTCACGGACATCGCTGCTCTTAACAAGAGGGGCTATATTTCACATACGAGTCTTAAAGTAGCAGACGGGAGTTCTTGTACCGTAGGGTACCCTTCGGTTAGTTAGTAAGAGAGAAGAAACAAGTATAAATACCTAATAAGAGGGGCTTCCAGTAATCCTGACAGTCTAGTGGATCCGGAAATTTCATTTAAATTGATATTATCTTCGGGCCATATTCATACCCGCACACCCGGTCATTTATAAGTAAGCCAGTCTCCCCTCCTACCGCCCCTTCGGCTACGGCTCCTACCCTCTCCCCTACGGCGGTCTCTTCCTTCTACCCTCCGGCTTCCCTCCGGTCCGGCTCTCCCTCCCTCCCTACGGCTCCGGCTCCGGTCCGGCCTTCTACCCTCCGGCTCTCCCCTCCTACCCTCCGGCTCTTTCCCTTCGGTCCCTACGGCTCCGGCTCCGGTCCGGTCCGGTCCGGCTCTACCCTACGGTCCCTTCTTCCCTCCGGCTCCGGTCCGGTCCGGCTACGGCTCCGGCTCCGGTACGGTCTGAACTTATTTATACTGGTAAAAATTCCTCTTTTAAGCGCAGAAGACCGTACCGGAGGGTAGCTCGGGGGGGCCCCTTCCCCCAACTTGGCAGAAGGCAGGGGCCCGTCCTTTCTCCCTCCCCTCTTACGCTTCGCTCCCTACGGCTCCGGTCGGGGGCCCCTAGCCCCAACTTGGGGCTAGGGGCCCCCGAGCTCCGGCTTAAAACTAAGTATAGCTAGACCCCTTCGGTCTATACTTAGTTTTAAGCCGGAGCTCGGGGGCCCCTAGCCCCAAGTTGGGGCTAGGGGCCCCCGACCGGAGCCGTAGGGAGCGAAGCGTAAGAGGGGAGGGAGAAAGGAAGAGCCCCAGCTCGGGGGTTGGGGGGCCCAACCATACTTCCTCTAATTCTTATTGTACTTTCTTTTTTTATTTATTATTCCTTTCTTCTGCTCCTTCGGGTTCGATGGCTCGGGGGTTGGGGGTTGGGGGCTCTTCCTTTCTCCCTCCCCTCTTACGCTTCGCTCCCTACGGCTCCGGCTTAAAACTAAGTATAGACCGAAGGGGTCTAGCTATACTTAGTTTTAAGCCGGAGCTCGGGGGCCCCTAGCCCCAAGTTGGGGCTAGGGGCCCCCGACCGGAGCCGTAGGGAGCGAAGCGTAAGAGGGGAGGGAGAAAGAACGGGCTTTTCCTTGGTTTTTCGGCCCCCAGCCCCAAGTATGGGCTGGGGGCCCCCGACCATTAAAATGAACTATAACTAAGTTATAGTTCATTTTAATGGGAAAAAACAAGGACGGGCCCCCTGCCTTCTGCCAAGTTGGGGCTTTCCTTGGTTTTTCCCCCTCGTTGGCCTCCTTCGGCGGGCGGCCAACGAGCCCCTTAAAACTAAGTATAGCTAGACCCCTTCGGTCTATACTTAGGTTTAAGGGGCTCGTTGGCCGCCCGCCGAAGGAGGCCAACGAGGGGGAAAAACCAAGAACGGGCTTGGGGGCCCCTGCCCCAAGTATGGGCTAGGGGCCCCCGACCCCCGACCCCTGCCTTCTGCCAAGTTGGGGCTAGGGGCCCCCGACCCCTGCCCCAAGTTGGGGCTTTCCCCTCTTCCTATGTTTTTCCCCTTAAACCTAAGTATAGACCGAAGGGGTCTAGCTATACTTAGGTTTAAGGGGAAAAACATAGGAGAGGCCGGGGCTCGATGGCCGCCCCTTCTGCGGCCGGGGGTGGCCATCGAACCCTTGGTTTTTCCCCTTAAACCTAAGTATAGACCGAAGGGGTCTAGCTATACTTAGGTTTAAGGGGAAAAACCAAGGACGGCCCCCGACCCCTGCCCCAAGTATGGGCTAGGGGCCCCCGACCCCAGCCCCAAGTATGGGCTGGGGCTCTTCCTTTCTCCCTCCCCTCTTACGCTTCGCTCCCTACGGCTCCGGTCGGGGGCCCCTAGCCCCAACTTGGGGCTAGGGGCCCCCGAGCTCCGGCTTAAAACTAAGTATAGACCGAAGGGGTCTAGCTATACTTAGTTTTAAGCCGGAGCTCGGGGGCCCCTAGCCCCAAGTTGGGGCTAGGGGCCCCCGACCGGAGCCGTAGGGAGCGAAGCGTAAGAGGGGAGGGAGAAAGGACGGGCTTTTCCTTGGTTTTCTCCACCCCTACGGTTTAAAATGAACTATAACTAAGTTATAGTTCATTTTAAACCGTAGGGGTGGAGAAAACCAAGGAAAAGCCTCTCCTATGTTTTCTCCCCTCTTACGCTTCGCTCCCTACGGCTCCGGCTTAAAACTAAGTATAGCTAGACCCCTTCGGTCTATACTTAGGTTTAAGGGGGCCCCTAGCCCATACTTGGGGCTAGGGGCCGAAAAACATAGAGAGAGCCGTAGGGTAGGGGCTCGTTGGCCGCCCCTTCTGCGGCCTCTCCTATGTTTTTCGGCCCCTAGCCCCAAGTATGGGCTAGGGGCCCCCTTAAAACTAAGTATAGACCGAAGGGGTCTAGCTATACTTAGGTTTAAGGGGAAAAACATAGAGAGAGCCGTAGGGTAGGGGCTCGTTGGCCGCCCCCGGCCAACGAGGGGGTGGCCTTCGAACCCAACGAGGGGGAAAAACATAGGAAGAGGGGAAGCTGTCCGGTTGCCTTAGCGGACCGTACAGCTCCCTAAGGAAGCCTTACGTCCAGCTAAGCTAGACCCCTTCGGTATCAATAAGTCAGCCGTCTGCCATCGAAAACAGGGGTTCGAAACCCCTGTAAACATCTGTTCCTCACCAAAAAACAACTCCTTCAAACTCAAGATTCTCAAGCACTAACACCTTTCTACCTAAAAAATCTCCTAAACATCTTAAATTCTGTGACCAGAAGGTGCGTCCTTATCGAGTCTCTCCCTCCTTGGTCACGGGTGGTCACAGAACTTGTGACCACCTCTCAAAACATTAGGCTCAGCTAACCAGTTCTCCTCTCCACGCGTTTTCTGGTCACAAAAGCTGTCGGAAGACCGGGAGAAATAAATATATAGTTAGAGTCATTCTTTCTTAATAAGTATTTCTCTATAAGTAAATTTCTTACTCAACATTATTTTAACCAAATAAAGATCAAAAGGGCTTAGTCCATAGGGCCCTTCTGCGATAGATAAAATGTTAAACATTTAAATATATAAGTCATAATCAAACTCGTAGTAAAAGAAATTAACCATGATAAAAACTTACTTAAATTTCCTTTTTGAATTTCCTTTTATTATTAATCTAGAAAAAACCTGGCTCATACCATGGTGCTTTAGAATTCCCGTAAAATTAGAGTATGACCCTATAATAGGAACATATCCAGAAGGTAGCAGCATTGCTTCAAGCCCTTTAAAACTAGAAGGTTTAAACAAAAGACAGATTTCAAGGGAAACTAACACTCTAAATAGTCCCGCCCTAAAGGCATGCCTAAAATTAATCAGTCCTCTCAAAATAAAAAGGCCGAAAGCAAAAAGGCCCTCAAAAGACTTTACTCCTATAGTAGGGGGAGCATTGTTGGCAAGCAGCAGTGTGCTAAGCCTTTTCGCTAAAGGAGGGTCTCTAAAACGAATAGAAAACCTTATTTCTCCTCACTCGATGGCCTCCTTCGGCGGGCTTGGTGACAGCCCCCGGCAACCGAGTGGAGGTAGGGGGTTGGGGGTTGGGGGTTGGGGGCCCGTCCTTGGTTTTTCCCCTTAAACCTAAGTATAGTCAGACTATACTTAGGTTTAAGGGGAAAAACCAAGGAAAGCCCCCAACCCCCAACCCCCGAGCATCTACTTGGTAAAAGTCCCAACAAAAGGTGCTCCTCTAATTACAACCCGTAACTTAATCATCCCTAGCGCAGTAAGTATAGCACAAAGGATAAACAAAGAAAAGTCTACTGCTCTATTAAATAATAGCAACCTATTGGTAAGTACTAAAACAAAAGATTGGAGGAGAAAGAAATGGAACGACAAAGCCTATAAATATCTAGAAGGCAGGTATACTGTTCCAAGTTATAGATTAACAAGCCACAGTCCTTTAAAAGTCCCACTAACTGCTCTAATAAGTGTACATACCCCTCGAGGGTCGGGTTCCGCCCCTCCTTGTTTTTTCCCCCCCGAGCGGCCAACGAGCCCCTTAAACCTTAGTATAGTCAGACTATACTTAGGTTTAAGGGGAAAAACCAAGGAAAGCCTCGGGGGCCCCTAGCCCCAAGTTGGGGCTAGGGGCCCCCGACCCAACTTGGGGCTAGGGGCTCGTTGGCCGCCCCCTCGATGGCCGGGGGCTCGTTGGCCGCCCCCTCGATGGCCGGGGGCTCGTTGGCCGCCCCCGGCCATCGAGGGGGCGGCCAACGAGCCCCCGGCCAACGAGCCCCCGGCCATCGAGGGGGCGGCCATCGAGCCCCCGGCCAACGAGGGGGCCAAAAACCAAGGAAAGCCCCAACTATGGGCTGGGGGCCCCCGAGCGGCCAACGAGCCCCTAGCCCAAAAGGCTATTTACGGAAAGATATTCCTACCTACCAGATATCTCTCTCGTATAAAAATACCTAGAGGCAGCACTTGCTGCAAAGCTTATAAAGATGGTTATTTATATGACAAAGCAAAATACAGTCCTCTAGAAAGGATTAAGAGGTTACGTGAAAGTTTAAAACCCACAATTTACCGCCTGAGGGACCCTTCTCCCCGTCACCCTAACTTTACCACGTTTCATTGTGGTGCAGCTAAGGGAGTAAGGCGTAAGGGAACTCCACCAGACCCTGCAAGCCCAGGAGAATCTCCTGAGAGTGTTTCTTTAGAGTCCTCCGAGAAGGACCCCCAGTCTAAGAGAATTTCTGCAGTTGCTAACGCTAAAGAAACTACGCAGAAGATGCCTCCAGAGGGTGAGTCTGCCCTACCGGAAGGCAGCGAGATCAGCTTGGAGCCAGTTAAAGAAGGTTCCCCTGCAGCGGCTACAGAGAGTTCTCAAGATCAAAAAGCACCTTTAATAGAAGGGACGAACCCGCCTCTTTCTTTAAGCCCAGAGGAGCTTCCTACGCCCTTTGTTCTACCAGAGGGCGCAAATCCGTCTGCAGCCATCCCAGAGGGTAGCGCTCTAACTACTGCAAACAAAAGTGCCGACCATCAGGGAATGGCAAAGAAAGGTTCCGAGCCTCTAGAGGGAGGAAGCCAACTTGCTGGTCATCCTCCTGCTGTAGATACAGATTCTGCAATCAAAAAAGTAAGCGCTCTAGAGAAGAAAAGCGAGAAGTCTCTATCAAAAGCGTTGGAAGTTGAACCTTCTGCAAGCAAACCTCCTTTAAAAAGAAGCAGTCCTTCTTTACAAAAAGAAAATATAGGTAAGAGAAGATTTAGCCTCAGTAAAAGATTCCCCTCAGGGCGGGGAATTCAAGTAATGTTGCAAGCATTCCATCAAATGACGGCGGAAAATCCTCAACTAAGAAAGGCCCTAAAAGGAAATGAAAAAACGCGTCCTAACGCCCCTAAGTTACTCCCTACGTCAGTGTCCTTGCAAAAATGGGCCACTGACCCAGAGTCTTCACTTGAAGAAGGTTCGGACGACGACGACAGTCTTGCAAGCTATGAAGGGGATTTCTCCGATTACGCTGATCCTGAAGAAGGTGAAGAACCAGAAGCGATAGATGTTGAAAGTACAAGCATTCCAGGTTTAGGTTTCTCGCCAGAGACTCAAGATTCTGGTCTAGTGAGATATTTAGGAAACTCCTCTTCTAAGAGTCTAACAAATGATGCCTTCACGGGGCCATCAAAGTTCTCAGACCTCATCAAGGGTTCTAGAGCCATAAAGAAGGGTAAGACCGTCGTAGAGAGACTGTTTGGTAGGGACCAGCCTAACTATGAGCTGTTTAAAAGGGAGGACTGGGAATTATATTGTTATGAACAATTATGTGTACATAATGACTCTATTTTTAGTTCATTACCTAACGCAGCGTTGACTTGCAAAATAACTAAACCCTGGCACCTTGGTAAAACAGTAGCAGTTTACTATGAAACTGGGTCAACACCAAAGAGTATTGTAAAAGTCTCTTATTACTCAAGGGCCAAGTACGAAGCATACTTTAAAGCGCTCATGGACGGAGGGAAAAGAAAAATGACAAGAGAGGCGGCATCTCAAAGAGCTACCGCCACTGTAGGAGACACTACCCCTCTATACACCCCCGACTTACCCATGTCAGGTGTGCGTTTGGAAAGGTTTTACTTAATCCAAGCCATTATATGGGAAAAGTACGACGTCTCCCCAGCAAAAAAGAAGTCAGACTGGGTAAAGTTATACCTTCTAAGTAAAAGTATAGATGAAAAAGGCGAGGCTCTTTTTCCAACAGTACTGTGGAGTAATCCACTATCTGTAATACTCGTAAGGTTTTTAATGCACCAAAGTTTTAATACTCGCCCTTTCATAGTGATGCTTGATCCTTTTCAAGGTAATCTATCAGTATACGGGGAGAGACTCTAAGGGAAGGCAGTTACTGCCTCCCTATGCTCCGATCCCCGAAGGCGCTGAGCCCCGTACTATTTTAGACTTATTAACATCCTTATTCGATGGGGAATTACCGTTTGACGTAGGTACAACTCCAATGTTAAAAGAAATTTACCAATTATTAACCGTTGAAGTAGGAAATGTCTCACAGTTTTCCCAGGAAGAGTGAAGGCTATCCCTTTCAAAAACGGTATCGCAATTTATGCCCTACACATGCCCTACGTAATTTTCAAAGAATACGATGGGAACTTCTTCGTGGAAGATAAACCATTCCCTATAGACTACAAAGAACCAGAATTTGTAGAAGTGAGGGATAAAAATGGTAAATTTCTATACCATGAAATGCTTCTCGCAGACGCAACAAAAGATTTCCTAAAGAACCTAACGGCAGGAAACAACAATAAACTTTTCTTGGTAAGAACTGCCGTTAGGACCGTTCTAACGTCAGTAATGGACGGTAACATGCATCAAAGTTATTACTTCGTTAATGGCCTTTCTGGGACAGGAAAATCAAATCTGGTAGAGATTTTGCGCATGTTCGTAAATTCTCGCTATGTGAGGAATTTCGCACTCGAACACCTTCAATGCGACTTCTTTAGTTGACGCCGTTCTAGTAGTATTAAACGACATATTAGGGTTTACTCCCGCACAGTTTGCAGCATTTAAATCTGCTGTAGGTAGGGAGATTGTGGGAGGGGTCCCTGTAAAGCATAAAAACACGACAGTTGAATTAATACCTAAAGCAAGTTGTAACGACAAATCTTGCGGCGAAAGATATCCGTGAAATAGCCGAAGACAACGCGATGCTAGAGAAAACCCTAGATTTGCACCTAGATAGCAATTCCATTGTTCCTGCTCATCTACAAGCACCCGATATGAAAATACAAATCAGAACCTTCGCTTCTGATTTACTCAACTGGGCTCTCTACATGCGAGAGGATGATCTAGAATTCATCACCAGAGCTACCTTATATAGGAGAGCAGCGGGAGCGCAGGTATTAACAGGAATTGACGCTTTCCTAGCGGAACATGTAGCTTATTGCCCTTCAGGGGACTCTAGCTATAGTTATGTCACGGTAGACTGCTTCAAGGCGGCTCTGAGATCCCACTACACTCAGACCAAAGACCCCAACTTAGAGGAATATGCCACGGAAAAGGTAGTAAAGCAACAGAAAACAAAAGACCTTATAGAGAACAGCCTCTCTAAAGTCTTTGGTATAGATCTTAAATTCACGCGCCCTAGGTATAGTGGCGCTAGGGTACAAAGTGATCCTAAAACACCCTCTAGACCTTTCTCAATATTAAATATGCGCTTGGTACCACCGGGAGAAGCATTACCCCCTGGTTACGAGAGGTTGAATCCTAAAGTTGAAGCCGCAACTAAGCAGATTCCTCCCCCTTTCATCACTGAAAAGAAAGTGGCTTGGCACTCTCCTAAGACCATGGCAAGAATTACTACAGACCAAGCTTGTATCCGCTACGAGCAACTCCTTAGACAGTTAAACTTAACTGTACCCGAAGGATACAGTAAGGCGGGTTCGTTAGGTTGGCTGAGGGACGAGATAAAGCGCTTAGAATTAGAAGCGCAGGAGCAAGTTAACTTATGGGCAGAAGGTACTGAAGCAGGGGAAGTTACACCTCCAAGTTCAGATGTTCCGGCACAGACTACCAGTAAGATGGCAGCTTACCTCGCAAAGCAAGGTTTGATACTCTCTAAAAAAGAGGAGAATAGGGCAAGCTAAGGTGGGCAACTAAAGATAATACTCTGTACTTCACTCCTATTAGTTTAGTTAGGAGTTGAGGAGTTGCTAGCTCTAAACAGCCCAGAACAGGAAGACACCCCAGCAAAGCGTGCCGTAGTTGACGAAAGAAAACTTACTCCCTGGAGCTAAGCATTTGACGAAAGATGAAAAAATACAGATTGTTTTAGAAAGGCTCGCAGTTATAGAAGAAGCCAAGGAAAAAGCTGAAAGCTTGGAAGAACAATTTCATCTATACAGCCGTGAGAAAAAATTACAGAAAATGCTAGAGAATAATCAATTCTAGCTACCTAAAATAGGAGTTTCTAAATAGGTATCTATTTGAGGGGGGGCTCTTCCCTACCCTACGGCTCTCTCTTAGGTAAGTTTTTCGGCCCCTAGACCGAAGGGTCCCAGAGTTGGGGCTTTCCTTGGTTTTTCCCCTTAAACCTAAGTATAGACCGAAGGGGTCTAGCTATACTTAGGTTTAAGGGGAAAAACCAAGGACGGGCCCCATTAAAACTAAGTATAGCTAGACCCCTTCGGTCTATACTTAGGTTTAAGCCGGAGCTCGGGGGCCCCTAGACCGAAGGCGGCCCCGCCCAGAGTTGGGGCTAGGGGCCCCCGACCGGAGGGTAGGAGGGAGAAAACATAGAGAGAGCCGTAGGGTAGGGGTGGAGAAAACATAGCCGGACCGAACCGAACCGGAGGGTAGGAGAGCCGGAGGGTAGAAGGCCGGACCGGACCGGAGGGAAGGAGAGCCGGAGCCGTAGGGAACGAAGTGTAAGAGGGAAGGAAGGAAGGGCCGCAGAAGGGCTCGATGGCCGCTCGGGGGCCCCTAGACCGAAGGCGGCCCCGCCCAGAGTTGGGGCTGGGGGCCCCCCTTCTGCGGCCGGGGGCTCGATGGCCGCCCCTTCTGCGAAGCAGGGTGGTCGGGGGCCCCAGCCTTGGGGCTGGGGTCGGGGGCCCCTAGACCGAAGGCGGCCCCGCCCAGACTTGGGGCAGGGGCGCCCGTTCTTTCTCCTACCCTCCGGCTTAAAACCTACTAAGTATAGTCAGACTATACTTAGTAGGTTTTAAGCCGGAGGGTAGGAGAAAACCAAGGAAGAGCCATCGAAGGCTTGTTGTTCCAACGCCTGTTCCAACGCCTGTTCCAACCTGTTCCAACCTGTTCCAACCTGTTCCAACCTGTTCCAACCTGTTCCAACCTTTGTTGTTCCAAGGCTTGTTGTTCCCCTCGATGGCCGGGGTGGCCATCGAAGGCTTGTTGTTCCAAGGTTTGTTGTTCCCCTCGATGGCCGGGGTGGCCATCGAACCCAACGCCTGTTCCAACCTGTTCCAACCTGTTCCAACCTGTTCCAACCTGTTCCAACCTGTTCCAACCTGTTCCAAGGCTTGTTGTTCCCCTCGATGGCCGGGGTGGCCATCGAACCCAACGCCTGTTCCAACCTGTTCCAACCTTAGTTGTTCCAAGGCTTGTTGTTCCAAGGCTTGTTGTTCCAAGGCTTGTTGGTCCAAGGTTTGTTGTTCCAAGGCTTGTTGTTCCCCTCGATGGCCGGGGTGGCCATCGAACCCAACGCCTGTTCCAACCTGTTCCAACCTTTGTTGTTCCCTACCCTACGGCTCTCTCTTAGGTAAGTTTTCTCCCTCCTACCCTCCGGTCGGGGGCCCCTAGACCGAAGGCGGCCCCGCCCAGACTTGGGGCTAGGGGCCCCCGAGCTCCGGCTTAAACCTAAGTATAGACCGAAGGGGTCTAGCTATACTTAGTTTTAAACCGGAGGGGTGGAGAAAACATAGCCGGACCGAACCGAACCGGAGGGAAGGAGAGGAGAGCCGGAGGGTAGAAGGAAGGGCCGGGGCTCGATGGCCGCCCTTCTGCCGGCCATCGAGGGGGTGGCCATCGAACGTTTGTTCCAACCTGTTCCAACCTGTTCCAAGGTTTGTTGTTCCCCTCGATGGCCGGGGTGGCCATCGAACCCAACGCCTGTTCCAACGCCTGTTCCAACCTGTTCCAACCTGTTCCAACCTGTTCCAACCTGTTCCAACCTGTTCCAACCTGTTCCAACCTGTTCCAACCTTTGTTGTTCCAAGGCTTGTTGTTCCAAGGTTTGTTGTTCCAAGGCTTGTTGTTCCAAGGCTTGTTCCAACCTTTGTTGTTCCCCTCGATGGCCGGGGCGGCCATCGAGCCCAACGTTTGTTGTTCCAACCTTTGTTGTTCCAAGGCTTGTTGTTCCAACGCCTGTTCCAACGCCTGTTCCAACCTTTGTTGTTCCAAGGTTTGTTGTTCCCCTCTTCCTATGTTTTCTCCCTCCCCTCTTACACTTCGTTCCCTACGGCTCCGGTCGGGGGCCCCCAGCCCCAACTTGGGGCTGGGGGTCGGGGGCCCCTAGCCCCAACTTGGGGCAGGGGCTCGTTGGCCGCCCCCGGCCAACGAGGGGGCCACCCCGAGCTCCGGCTTAAACCTAAGTATAGTCTGACTATACTTAGTTTTAATGGGGTCGGGGGGCCCCTGCCCCAACTTGGGGCAGGGGCCCGTCCTTGGTTTTTCTCGGGGGCCCCTAGCCCCAAGTTGGGGCTAGGGGCCCCCAACCCATTAAAATGAACTATAACTAAGTTATAGTTCATTTTAATGGGTTGGGGGCCCCTAGCCCCAACTTGGGGCTAGGGGCCCCCGAGAAAAACCAAGGAAAAGCCCGTTCTTGGTTTTTCCCCTTAAACCTAAGTATAGACCGAAGGGGTCTAGCTATACTTAGGTTTAAGGGGGGCTCGGGGGCCCCTAGCCCCAAGTTGGGGCAGGGGCCCCCCTAGACCGAAGGCGGCCCCGCCCAGACTTGGGGCTAGGGGCCAAAAAACAAGGAAAGAAGGAGGCCAACGAGGGGGCCCCCCAGCCCCAAGGCTGGGGCTCGGGGGCCCCCAGACCGAAGGCGGCCCCGCCCAGAGTTGGGGCTGGGGGCCCCCCGACCAACGAGGGGGCCGAAAAACCAAGGAAGAGCCATCGAGCCCTTCTGCGGCAGGAAATGTTAAAAATAATGCGCCACCTAAGGATTCAGTACGAAAAAATGCTAAGATAGGGAACACGCCGCCTGTAACGTACGTGAAAGAATTCGAAGTGTCCATATGGTACACCTATAACAAAAAGGTCCAAAAGAATGCTTTCCGTATCTAGATGAAAGCGATGCATGAATATTAATAAACGTAATCAGTATAGCTAATTATCAGATATTCGCACAACAGGATAGTGAGGGAAAAACAAAAATGGAAGAGTCCTATTAAATAAGTAGCCCCAGATCCTATAGGCACACCTTAAAAACCTGCAAGTCTACTTATAAGGCGAAGCGTACTGGCTTACTTATAAGTAAGTAGACTTGCAGGTTTTTAAGGTGTGCCTATAGGATCTGGGCCTACTTATTAGGACTCCCATGTTTTCCTATGTAACCTGATACATATTGCGTCAATAACATCATTAGCTAAGGCGATTAATTTTACTAATACTTCTGCATCGCTTTCCGCTAGATCCGGAAAGCAGTATTTTGCCCCATTCTCGTGATGGATACATGAACACTTCGAATTCTTTTAAGCACGTTACAAGAACGGGCTCCCCGGCGGGGTAGAGGTCCTGTAAGCACTTCAGCCTTTCTTCAAAATATCCCGATCCCTTAGTTGGATCTAGCATTATCTTTAACAGTTCTTTTAGGGCCGAGGCTCGCTTAGCCCCCAGCCTTTCGTAGAAGTTTAGGTCCGAAGCGTTAGTGCTTTCCGGGTCCCAAAAGGAAAAGTCTGGGTGTATCTCCCTTAGATAACCTTGCATCTCTTCTTCGTGGGTTTGGTTTTTGTCTAGTTCGATTTGCTTTTCGAGAAGTAACCATAACTCTGGGGCAGATAGACTTGCTAGATACTTTCTATAATCGTCGCCCCTCTTCCTATGTTTTTCCTCGGGGGCCCCTAGCCCCAAGTTGGGGCTAGGGGCCCCCAACCCTTAAACCTAAGTATAGTCTGACTATACTTAGTTTTAATGGTTGGGGGCCCCTAGCCCCAACTAGGGGCTAGGGGCCCCCGAGGAAAAACATAGGAGAGGCCGGGGCGGCCTACGAGCCCGGTGTTTTCTGAATTTGGTTTAGAGCAGTAAACGATTTGCTGACAACGGCCTTCTTTTTTTTGGAAAACGTAAACTTTCATATATTTTTGTTTTTTTATTTATGACATTACCTTTAAGCTTTTTTGGGCGAACTACGGGGTTTGAACCCGCGAATAGTGGAGTCACCGTCCACTGCCTTACTAGTTGGCTACGCCCGCCAATATAAATTGTGAATTAGTATATATAACTTATATATATCATAATTTTTTTTGTACAGAACATATCTACAAATTCTAAAAGAAAATTTGCCCCCTCGTTGGGTTCGCAGGCCACCCCCTCGATGGCCTCCTCCTTTCCTTGGTTTTTCCCCTTAAACCTAAGTATAGACCGAAGGGGTCTAGCTATACTTAGTTTTAATGGTCGGGGGTTGGGGGCCCCTAGCCCCAACTTGGGGCTAGGGGCCCCCGAGCCCCTAGCCCCAACTTGGGGCTAGGGGCCGAAAAACCAAGGACAGGGCGGCCATCGAGCCCTTCCTTGGGTTTTCCCATTAAAATGAACTATAACTAAGTTATAGTTCATTTTAATGGGAAAACCCAAGGAGAGGCCTCTCCTATGTTTTCTCCTCCCCTCCGGCTTAAAACTAAGTATAGTCTGACTATACTTAGGTTTAAGCCGGAGGGGAGGAGAAAACATAGGAAGAGGGGCCTCCTTCTTTCCTTGGTTTTTCGGCCCCCTCGTTGGTCGGGGGGCCCCCAGCCTTGGGGCTGGGGGTCGGGGGCCCCTAGCCCCAACTTGGGGCAGGGGCTCGTTGGCCGCCCGCCGAAGGAGGCCAACGAGGGGGCCCCCAAGCCCGTTCTTGGTTTTTGGCCCCTAGCCCCAAGTCTGGGCGGGGCCGCCTTCGGTCTAGGGGCCCCCCTTAAACCTAAGTATAGACCGAAGGGGTCTAGCTATACTTAGTTTTAAGGGGGGCCCCTAGACCGAAGGCGGCCCCGCCCAGACTTGGGGCTAGGGGCCAAAAACCAAGGAAGAGCCCCAGCCTTGGGGCTGGGGCTCGGGGGCCCCCAGCCCCAAGGCTGGGGCCCCCCCCCCGAGCCGCAGCAGGGGCGGCCCCTCGTTGAAGCAGCCGGGGCTCGATGGCCGCCCTGTCCTTGGTTTTTCGGCCCCTAGCCCCAAGTTGGGGCTAGGGGCCCCCAACCCCCGACCATTAAAACTAAGTATAGCTAGACCCCTTCGGTCTATACTTAGGTTTAAGGGGAAAAACCAAGGAAAGGAGGAGGCCATCGAGGGGGTGGCCTGCGAACCCAACGAGCCCCTACCAAGGCTTCCCCCTTAAACCTAAGTATAGACCGAAGGGGTCTAGCTATACTTAGGTTTAAGGGTTGGGGGTTGGGGGCCCCTAGCCCCAACTTGGGGCTAGGGGCCCCCGAGCCCCTAGCCCCAACTTGGGGCTAGGGGCCGAAAAACCAAGGACAGGGCGGGTTCGATGGCCACCCCGGCTGCTTCATCGAGGGGCCAACGAGCCCCCTCTACGGTTTGTATTTTATGATGTTTTGCATTAAAACATACATATATAAAAGACGTGCACCTTCTTATCTAAGAAACAAAGTTCTATAACTTATTTAGGTTATTATAAGACCAAGGCCATCCTGAGTTTCCATTTTTCTTGAAAGAGCAGCAGTTGCAATTCCAGTTATAAATATACTATCCTAAATAACCTTAAAGCCTACAAACGGTAACCCTCCCTTATTATTTTTAGTAACTTTTCCTACGGGTTTAATAGAAATTTCTTAAAATTAAAAGCCTACAGACGGTAACCCTCCCTTATTATTTTTAGTAACTTTTCCTACCGTTCTAATAGAAATTTCTTAAAACTAAAAGCTTACAAACGGTAACCCTCCCTTATTATTTTTAGTAACTTTTCCTACGGGTTTAATAGAAATTTCTTAAAATTAAAAGCCTACAGACGGTAACCCTCCCTTATTATTTTTAGTAACTTTTCCTACCGTTCTAATAGAAATTTCTTAAAATTAAAAGCTTACAGACGGTAACCCTCCCTTATTATTTTTAGTAACTTTTCCTACGGGTTTAATAGAAATTTCTTAAAACTAAAAGCCTACAGACGGGTTCGATGGCTCTTCCTTGGTTTTTCTCGGGGGCTCGGGGGCTCGGGGGCTCGGGGGCCCCTAGACCGAAGGCGGCCCCGCCCAGAGTTGGGGCAGGGGCCCCCCTAGCCCCAAGTTGGGGCAGGGGCCCCCCTAGCCCCAAGTTGGGGCAGGGGCTCGTTGGCCGCCCTTCTGCCGGCCAACGAGGGGGCCCCCCTAGCCCCAAGTTGGGGCTAGGGGCCCCCTCGTTGGGTTCGAAGGCTCGGGGGCTCGGGGGCCCCTAGACCGAAGGCGGCCCCGCCCAGAGTTGGGGCAGGGGCTCGTTGGCCGCCCTGTCCTTGTTTTTTCGGCCCCCTCGTTGGCCGGGGGCTCGATGGCCGCCCCCGGCCATCGAGGGGGCGGCCAACGAGCCCCTAGCCCCAACTTGGGGCTAGGGGCCGAAAAAACAAGGAAAGAAGGAGGCCAACGAGGGGGCCGAAAAACCAAGGACGGGCGCCCCCTCGTTGGCCGGGGGCGGCCAACGAGCCCCTGCCCCAAGTTGGGGCTGGGGGCCCCCGAGCTCCGGTTCTGCTATTTCTTATAAGCCGAAGGGTACTGGCTCTTATAAGTAAGTTAGAGCGCGTTTCCATTTCGTGTAGCAGCCCGGCTACTTACTTATAAGAGATCCAGCGGTTATAAGAGCAGGGGTTCTATGGGCGTTCCAAGCACCGGCTTTTCTTGTAGCAATCCGCGCGCTCTAGCCCTAGGTCGCCTTTAAAGGTGCCTCTTACTTACTTTAAGAGAAAGTTTTAACTTCACTATACGACATACTTAACTTATAAGTAATTTTCTTATCTTATCTATTCTTATCTTACTTACTTATAAGCCATCCAGTACTTCGTACTCGTTAAAAGGATTCTTTTCCTTTACTTACCTATAAGTATAGAAAAAGGGCATAGAGCAGTTCTTGCAAGAAGAAAGGTCTTATAAGTAACCGAAGGGTAGTGGGCCAGTACATCGGTCCTTTCAGTAAGAAGGAGCACCAGCTATAGATGATGCTCCTTCCTTCTCTTTCTTTAAGACAGGATTTATGCCCCCGAAACTGAAAGGACTGGATGCGAAACCGGCTGCAGGAAGACCGAAAAGAACCGCTGGTGGTTCCCCCCTTTAAGGATCTTTGGAAGAGTGCTTTATCTCTAACTTGTTAGAATACTTAAGTAAGTAAGTCTCCAGTTCTTCTGCTCACAGCTCTTATATAAGAACTGCAAGAAGGGCCGCTTTCCTCTTTACCCTATCCCCTAGGGCGGTCGTGGCCGTCCTTGGTTTTTCCCCCTCGTTGGGTTCGCAGGCTCGGGGGCCCCTGCCCCAAGTTGGGGCAGGGGCCCCCGACCACCCCCTCGATGGCCGCCCCTTCTGCGGTCGGGGGTCGGGGGCCCCTAGCCCCAACTTGGGGCAGGGGCTCGTTGGCCGCCCCCTCGATGGCCGGGGGCGGCCATCGAGCCCCCGGCCAACGAGGGGGTCGGGGGCCCCTAGCCCCAACTTGGGGCAGGGGCCCCCAAGCCCGTTCTTGGTTTTTCCTCGGGGGGGCCCCTAGACCGAAGGCGGCCCCGCCCAGACTTGGGGCTAGGGGCCCCCGAGCCCCTAGCCCCAAGTTGGGGCTAGGGGCTCGGGGGCCCCTAGCCCCAAGTCTGGGCGGGGCCGCCTTCGGTCTAGGGGCCCCCCCCCGACCATTAAAATGAACTATAACTTAGTTATAGTTCATTTTAATGGGGGCCCCTAGACCGAAGGCGGCCCCGCCCAGACTTGGGGCTAGGGGCTCGTTGGCCGCCCGCCGAAGGAGGCCAACGAGGGGGCCGAAAAACCAAGGAAAAGCCCGTCCTTGGTTTTTCGGCCCCCTCGTTGGCCTCCTTCGGCGGGCGGCCAACGAGGGGGCCAACGAGGGGGCCGAAAAACCAAGGAAAGCCCATACTTGGGGCAGGGGCCCCCAAGCCCTTCCTTCCTTCTACCCTCCGGCTTCCCTCCGGTCCGGCTCTCCCCTCTACCACTTCGTTCCCTTCGGCTTCGGTTCGGTCCGGCTATGTTTTCTCCACCCCCGGCCTCCTTCTTTCCTTGTTTTTTGGCCCCTAGACCGAAGGCGGCCCCGCCCAGAGTTGGGGCTAGGGGCCCCCAACCCCTTAAACCTAAGTATAGTCAGACTATACTTAGGTTTAAGGGGAAAAAACAAGGACAGGGCGGCCATCGAGCCCCTCCGGTTTAAAACTAAGTATAGCTAGACCCCTTCGGTCTATACTTAGGTTTAAGCCGGACCGGAGGGAGCGAAGCGTAAGAGGCCGGAGGGGTAGAGGAAAACATAGAGAGAGCCGTAGGGTAGGGGCTCGTTGGCCGCTCGGGGGCCCCCAGACCGAAGGGTCCCAGAGTTGGGGCTGGGGGCCCCCCTTCTGCGGGGCCCCCAGCCCCAACTCTGGGACCCTTCGGTCTGGGGGCCCCCGAGCCCCTCGTTGGCCGGGGCTCGATGGCCGCCCCCGGCCATCGAGGGGGTGGCCTGCGAACCCAACGAGGGGGTGGTCGGGGGCCCCTGCCCCAACTTGGGGCAGGGGCCCCCGAGCCTGCGAACCCAACGAGGGGGAAAAACCAAGGACGGCCACCCCTTCTGCGGCCATCGAGGGGGTGGGTGCGGGATTTTGATGTGTATGGGGAATAGTCCCCTCTTGGTGTTCAAGAGTGATAGGTCTTTTTGGCCCCTACCGGTAGCGGTAAGGAATCCAACGAGCTTAGTCTTTAATTATTACAATGTAAATCCTAAATAAAACAATATTACAACAGAAATAAGGTGAAAACCGAGGACGACAATAGCATGCGAGTAAAGCGAATGGTTAAACGCGAGGAGAGGAACCAAATTTTTAGGATGAAGTTTTGACCTAACTGGCATCCAAAACCTAACTTTTCTATAGTGAGTCTCGATTTCTGCAATGATCAACAGGACGGAAAGGTCCCTTTCGTTGCAGGAGGGGATCAATGTACTCACGCTAAGCCATTCAGCGTGGGGCGCTACCATATATCCCGGGCGTCCTCCTTCTTTTCTTTCTTCTTTTTCCTAAATGGAAGGGTTACAAAAAGTTGGATCTACCAGCTCCTAACGTTCCGATATCATATACACATACAATCCAAACTGTCTATAGCCACTTCGTGGAAGTAGGTATGGGTCTGAGAACCATGTAATCTGTTTATCCTGAAGTCGTTTCAGGCAGATTAGTAAGCAGACAGGAGTCAAAACCTTTATTATCATGCAAAAATGGACGTAATATATCCATTATAATCAAAAGGTGAGGTTGGAAGCCTCTTATGGGAGAAGTGTCCTAGGAAACTGGCAAGAACGTATGCCCTACTTCTCTAGGATAACCATTCCTGCTATTACTACAATGAGTTGGAAAGTTGGTCAACAGACCTGACCAAGGGACCAAATGGAAATATAAGAACCTAAAAAAATGAAAGCTAAATATAAATTTTATAACAAATTACGCCTAACAAAAAGAAAGGTGGATAAGAAGCTTAGGGCTACCGTTGACTTTGACAGGAAGGTAGCCCAAAGTTTCTTTAAACACCGATTCTATACCTACGAACAGGATAGAATCAAACATATGTACGCCAATTACATTTACAATGCAACAACGTCAACTCCTAAGAGAGAAAACGAAGATTTTTTCTTCATATACCTTACTGGCTTGGAAAAGACAGCGAGTTTCGAGTTTTAAAAGGAATAGCTAAGAAAACTATTGAAAGTATAGAGAAGAATTTACCTCTACCCACCCATAGGGATCTGTTGGGAATTATTTCTAATCCTTTTATTCTTCTCACGGCTTATAGAAACATTAGGAGTAGGGCCGGGGCAATGATTCCTGCGTCTCCCCTTCCCCAACATGAATTTAAAGATTTATCCCCAGAACAACAGGAATTTGCCGAGAAGAATTTTATTCTTCCCGACGAACTGTGCTGGAAAAAACTATTCACCATTAGTAACCTTTTGAAGAAAGGCTGCTATCCTTGGTTTGCGAGTAGACAAATTTGGATACCCAAACCGGGTAGGAAAGACAGCCTTAGACCCATTAACATCACCGCTTTTGCGGATAAAATGGTACAAGAATCCATTAGAATGGTCCTTGAGGCTATTTATGAGCCTGTAATGCATAAAATGAACTGTAGTTTCGGTTTCAGGGCTTCTAATGGATGTAGAGAAGCTATTACCTCTATAGCAGAGAATAGTTCTGGCTTCATCACGGCCATTGAAGATCGAATCAGCCTACCCCAACATGGATTGTGAGAAGCTTCTGTCGGTCCTTGGAGAAAGAATTAAAGACAAACAATTTTTGAACCTCATGCGGTCTAGACTCCACAGATACGTCTTTGATGTAAGATCATCCACTTATTCAAAAGTTTTTGAGGGTCTCCCTCAAGGTGGGATTGATTCACCATATCTGTGGAACATTTATTTAATGGGTATGGACGATTTCGTTAAGAAGCGGATGAATAGCTTAACGGAGAGAACATAAATAAAAAGCGGAGATAAACCCGCGATACGCTGAGCTTAAAAGCATTAAGGATGCCCGTACTAAAAAATATCGAACTGCCCAGAAACGCCTTCGTTACATCGCCTCCCTTTTCAAGCCCGGAGTTAAGTTAATTCCATTAGTGGCAGAAATAAAGAAGCAGGTGGATTTCGCGGGACAATCAAAGTAGATATACCGATATGGTTTTTAGAACAATACACAACTATTTTAGGCCAGAGTTTGAGCATTATTTCCCTTCGATTAAGGTTCAAGCTCGTATCATTCGAGATGTACTCAATGGAACACCTAAGCTAATAAACAAGTTCTGTCCTTAAGGAAAGACAGAAAATCAAAATCAAAATATTCTCTATCCCATATAAAAGAGATGAAGATAGGATAATCAGATACGTGTACGTCAGGTATGCTGATGACTTCATCATTATGGTTCGATAAGAATATTGCCGAAAAGATCAAAACGGAACTTGCGGAATGACTTCTAGCTAACAGATCCGCTAAGCTTTCCGGTCCTAAAACTTTGGTCACAGACCTCAGGTATGCTAGGGCAAGGTTTCTAGGTTTCGAATGCCAAGCTTTCCCGAAAGCTTACCTGGATAAAAAAGGGGGATACGGCTTTCCTTCAAAGAACCGCGGGATGGGACCTGATAATCGGACCGGACAAGGAAAGAATGATTAACAGGCTCTTCATGAAAGGTTATTGTGATAGAAAAGGAATACCAAAATGGGCTGGATAACAGCCTATGAACCTCATATTATTGTGGAGCGCTTTAACGCTGTGATGAGAGGTTTCTGTGAATATTACACGGATTTCATTACTTATAGGTCGCTCCTCAATAGATGGATGTACATCATTAGATGGGCAGCCATAAAGACTTTAGCCCACAAGTATAACACTAAAATTCGTAAGATCATGCGGTCATTCGCGTCACCTGAAGGTTTAACAATCCCATATTACATTGATGTTAAAGATCGGAAGGGAGGTGCTCTTACGTTAAAGAAGACATGGACTCTTCTTTCCATAAAAGACGCCATTGGAAAGTCTAGAAAGCAAGCGAACATACCTGTTAGTCAGAAGTTAAAGTCCATATCCAAGGGAGAATTCGTCTTTACGGCTCGGGATGACTGGTCCAGAACTCTCCGCATAATGGATCAGGATTTCTTGGGCTCGATGGCCGCCCCTTCGATGGCCAGCAGAAGGGGTGGTCGGGGGCCCCTGCCCCAACTTGGGGCAGGGGCCCCCGAGCCATCGAACCCCCGGCCTCTCCTATGTTTTTCGGCCCCCTCGTTGGCCGGGGGCGGCCAACGAGCCCCTAGCCCCAAGTTGGGGCTAGGGGCCCCATTAAAACTAAGTATAGTCAGACTATACTTAGGTTTAAGGGGGGCCCCTAGCCCCAACTTGGGGCTAGGGGCTCGTTGGCCGCCCCCGGCCAACGAGGGGGCCGAAAAACATAGGAAGAGGGGAACGCCTAGAATGGGTCAATGCTAGAACTCGAGCCCTACTCGATATGCCTTGTGCCGAGTGTGGTTCGGGAATTAACGTGGAATTACATCACGTACCATCGGTCAAAAGCAGACCGATTTCTTCAATTCCAAATGCGGACACAATTGAAAAGAAAATGGCAATAAAAAATCGTCGACAGATCCCTCTTTGTAGGCTTTGTCACATTAAAGTCCCGGAGCCTAATCTTAAAGAATACGCTAGTTCGTTTTCCTTCGATTCGAACTGTTCCGATATGGGATAACAGTATATTTGCTAGTGAAAACTACATACACCCCGGGGAGGTTTACATACCTCTTCCGTCTCCGGACACATTTATTGCCAAGGGGTGGAAGCCTGTAAGTAATACTAAATAATACAATGTACAATAAAAAAAAAAGAAAATACATATAAGTTATGACAACCGAATACCCACAGGATCCACAAGATCCACAAGATCCACAAGATCCAAAAAAATTATTTAATCCGGTACCTCCCAGAGCTCCTTGAATGGAAGGTCCTTGGAGGACGCCGTTGCCTCCTTCGAGAAGAATTCCACGCAATAGAGCCTTGGAGTCAAACATATTCTAGACCCGGTTACTTTAAAGATATAGATTACGGTATGTTTACGCCTATGACGGGTACTGAATGGCGAGATGCCATTGAGAGGGGTGTGGCCACACACCCTGATGGTTATATCAGGGAGGCCAGTGAAACAAAGGTATCTACCTTGTTATGCTCCAGAATTGTCACGGGGCTAGGGGCTCGTTGGCCGCCCCTGCTGCGGCTCGGGGGCCCCAGCCCCAAGGCTGGGGCTCGGGGGCCCCCAGCCCCAAGTTGGGGCTGGGGGCCCCCCCGACCAACGAGGGGGTTGGGGGCCCCCAGCCCCAACTTGGGGCTGGGGGCCCCCGAGCCGAAAAAACAAGGAAAGAAGGAGGCCAACGAGGCAGAAGGGCGGCCATCGAGCCCCTTCGGTTTAAAACTAAGTTTAGCTAGACCCCTTCGGTCTAAACTTAGGTTTAAGCCGGAGGGACTCGGGGGCTCGGGGGCCCCCAGCCCCAAGTTGGGGCAGGGGCCCCCCAGCCCCAAGTATGGGCTGGGGTTGGGGGCCCCTGCCCCAACTTGGGGCTGGGGGCCCCCGAGCCCCCCGACCGGAGGGGTAGAGGAAAACATAGGAAGAGGGGAAACGCTTCGCTAAGTAAGAAAAACTATTCTACCTTTTATAGGTAGGTCTGTAGGTCTGTAGCATTTTAGCAAGAACTCCTGCGACTTATAAGTAAGTAAGGGGCGGCTCTTCCGGCAGCTGAAGGGTACAGGGAATGGAACCGCAGGATGGGTGCCTTATAAGGAAGTAAGCCCTTTCTTATAAGGAAGAGAGGCCCTTCGGCTAGAAGACAGTTCTGACCGTCTGCTACTTGCCCACTACCCTTCGGTTACTTACTTATAAGAGGGTTCTCCCTTTTCGGAGGGCGAAGCTTCTAAGCGCTCTTATAAGTAAGGCTGGTTCCGTTTAAAGCACTCCCAAGAACCCCTTTAAGAACACAACAGGCGGCTGCTGCATCTGCAGAGTTGAACTAGAATACAGGGACCGTTCTTATAAGTACCTGTAAAGGCGCGCTTCTCTGGAGCGCTTCTCTACGCCCCTTCGGCGGAGGGCAAAGAAGAGTCCATAGGGCGGGTCCTCTAGAAGAAAGGCCCCTCCTTCAAGGGCTTGGGGGCCCCTGCCCCAAGTTGGGGCTAGGGGCCCCCGACCGAAGAAAGGCCAGGGGGGCTAGAGAAGAAACCTCTATAAGAGAGGCTCTTCTGCTTAGGCGGCTTATAGAAGAACCCGGCTGATGAGACTCGACCCTTTCAGTATTCTTAGGTATAAGGAAGAGGGGGACTATTATTTGCCTGCACCCTTCTTATAAGTTTGTATGGTTGTTTGCCTTAAGGGCCGGTTTGTTCTTTCCTTTTCGGTTTGGTAGTTTGTTAAGAGTAGCAGAACCCGAAGCCAGCTTATTATAGGGGGCCACTCTTGTTTGTTTTTTTGTTAAGAGTCTGTCGGGCAGGATTCGAGGAAGGCCTCTTATTTGTTTGTTTTTTTTTGTTGGTCTTTTGTACCCTTCTTTTGGACCTTTAGGTCTGCTACCCTTCGGCCTGTACCCTTTGGTTGTACCCTACGGTTCTCTCCTTTTCGGTTTGTTAAGAGTAGTAGAACGCGCGGTCTTTTAAAAGGCTCGCCCGTAGGCTTCTGGATCTGAAGGGCCTACTTACTTAGCGAAGCGTACTGGCTTACTTATAAGTACCCCCGAAATACTTATAAGTAAGTAAGTAAGTCAGAGGGGCTGCTTTAAACGCCGCCTTTAACTCTTATTTGCCTGTACCCTTCGGGTTTATAAGTTTGTTTGGTATGTTGTTTGGCCTGTACCCTTCGGTTGTTGCCCCCTTCCTTCGTTTTTTTGGTATTTTGGTATGTTGCCGGCCTTTTGGACCCTTCGGTTTGTTTGTTAAGAGTAGCAATAGGCGCGGGGAAGAGGTACTCGCCTTAAAGTCTTCTTTTGTAGGAACCGGAGGGTAAGAGGTAAGAAGGGTTCTTATAAGTAAGTACCCGCCCTTCTATTTTGCTATAAGTAAGAACCCCAGCTTCTTACTTATAAGTAAGTAAGAGGCCGGAGGGACCGGAGGGAAAGAGGCTCTTTTTTTGTTAAGAGTTGCAATACGCGCCTTCTTTTTTAGGGTCGCCCGTAGGCTTTTTAAAAAGGCCGTAAGGAACTCTGGGCCCGCCGTGTTCCGGAGGAGCCCTCTTTTGCGAGGAAAAGAAGGAATAAACGCGGTTTCCGTAGGCATAATGCTACGAGAAGAACCCTCCTTCGGGTTCGATGGCTCTTCCTTTCTCCCTCCCTCCTTCCCTACGGCTCCGGTCGGGGGCCCCTAGCCCCAACTTGGGGCTAGGGGCCCTTCCTTGGTTTTTCCCCTTAAACCTAAGTATAGCTAGACCCCTTCGGTCTATACTTAGGTTTAAGGGGAAAAACCAAGGAAGAGCTCCGGCTTAAAACTAAGTATAGACCGAAGGGGTCTAGCTATACTTAGTTTTAAGCCGGAGCTCTTCCTTGGTTTTTCCCCTTAAACCTAAGTATAGACCGAAGGGGTCTAGCTATACTTAGGTTTAAGGGGAAAAACCAAGGAAGGGCCCCTAGCCCCAAGTTGGGGCTAGGGGCCCCCGACCGGAGCCGTAGGGAAGGAGGGAGGGAGAAAACCAAGAACGGGCTTTTCCTTGGGTTTTCTCGGGGGCCCCTAGCCCCAAGTATGGGCTAGGGGCCCCCAACCCATTAAAATGAACTATAACTTAGTTATAGTTCATTTTAATGGGTTGGGGGCCCCTAGCCCATACTTGGGGCTAGGGGCCCCCGAGAAAACCCAAGGACGGGCCCCTGCCCCAACTTGGGGCAGGGGCCCCCGAGCCCCCGACCACCCCCTCGATGGCCGGAAGAAGGGCGGTCGGGGGCCCCTAGCCCCAACTTGGGGCAGGGGCGCCTCTCCTTGGGCTCGATGGCCTCCCCGGCCATCGAGCCCAAGGAAGAGCCCTGTCCTTGTTTTTTCTCGGGGGCTCGGGGGCCCCTAGACCGAAGGCGGCCCCGCCCAGAGTTGGGGCAGGGGCTCGTTGGCCGCCCCCGGCCAACGAGGGGGCCCCCCTAGCCCCAAGTTGGGGCTTCCCCCTTAAACCTAAGTATAGACCGAAGGGGTCTAGCTATACTTAGGTTTAAGGGGGAAGCCCCAACTTGGGGCTAGGGGGGCCCCCTCGTTGGCCGGGGGCGGCCAACGAGCCCCTGCCCCAACTCTGGGCGGGGCCGCCTTCGGTCTAGGGGCCCCCGAGCCCCCGAGAAAAAACAAGGAAAGAAGGAGGGCTGCTTCGGAAGAAGGGCGGCCATCGAGCCCCTACCCTACGGCTCTCTCTTAGGTAAGTTTTCTCCCTCCCCTCCCTCCTACCCTTCGGCTCCGGCTCTACCACTTCGTTCCCTACGGCTACGGCTACGGCTCCGGCTCCGGCTTATAATTAACTATAACAAAGTTATAGTTAATTATAATGGGAAAAACATAGCTGGACCTTACCGAACCGGAGGGTAGGAAAGGAGAGCCGGAGGGTAGAAGGAAGGGCTGCTTCGCAGAAGGGGCGGTCGGGGGCCCCAGCCCATACTTGGGGCTGGGTTTGGGGGCCCCCTCGTTGGCCGCAGCAGGGGCGGCCAACGAGCCCCTGCCCCAACTTGGGGCTGGGGGCCTTCCTGTTATTAGAGCGTATCTGGAGTGTTGGCTTTCGGTATTTGTTTTTACAGTCTTATAAATCTGCTTTCCCTTTTAGTTAGAGTTATAGATTCGTTTTCAGTATGCCAAATCGTAGCACTAAGGGAGGCCAGCATTGGCTGCACCGGAACAGTTCACAAACAAACAAACAAATAAGAACGATAGCGATGGATGGATCTTTCAAAGAAAGAGCAAAACTAAACAAGTCGGGAGCATTCTGCGAAAGAGCCGTTTCACTGTTTTCTCTAATGTAAGAGGGAGAAACAGGTTCTTATTAGGAGGGAGGGAGGGAGTCGGCCGGGATATTCCATGTTGGACTTATCTTATTAGGAGTCTTCCCGTAGTTCCCCTAAGGAAGTTTTGTTGTTCGGTTTTTCTTTCATGTAAAGCTTCTAGGACGTAGAGCACCTTCTATAATTATTTCCACTGATATTTCGGGGGTAGTAGAGACATACATTTGAATGAGTAGCAAGAAGACGTAGATTGATTCTTGTGGTGAAGAGTCAGTCTTATATTTATTATTATTAGTTTAAAGATTGAGATGGATGAGTGTTGTATTATTTAGTATTAGTAACAAGTTTCAAAGGGCAAGTGTTAGGAGTTCTAAGCAGGGTTTTCCTCTTGTCCTGCTTAGAACGGATGGATGCAGTTTTCACTAGTGAAAGGTGTCATATATCGCAACTGTTCTAATTGTGGCTGGGCTGCATAGTTCCGAAAACTTAAATAAGTTTTAATGATGAACTTTGATGTAACAAAGCCGGCAGTTCTTGCGAAATTTGTCTACGTTGTTTTATTGCCTTTTTCGACAGATACGTGCTGTTTTTAACCGATGGAACGTGGTGTAATTCTACGTCCTCGAGCCACAGATAGTACAAGGTAAATATAGTAAGGCTCGGGGTTATTAACCCATTCCAGACGCTCTTATTAAGTAAGTAAGAAGTCCGAATCCATTATTCGCGTCTGGCGGTCGGGGGTAGGGGGCTCTTCCTTGTTTTTTCGGCCCCCTCGTTGGCCGCAGCAGGGGCGGCCAACGAGCCCCTAGCCCCAAGTTGGGGCTTTCCTTGGTTTTTCCCCTTAAACCTAAGTATAGTCAGACTATACTTAGGTTTAAGGGGAAAAACCAAGGACGGGCCCCCTTAAAACTAAGTATAGACCGAAGGGGTCTAGCTATACTTAGTTTTAAGGGGGCCCGTCCTTGGTTTTTCCCCTTAAACCTAAGTATAGTCTGACTATACTTAGGTTTAAGGGGAAAAACCAAGGAAAGCCCCAACTTGGGGCTAGGGGCTCGTTGGCCGCCCCTGCTGCGGCCAACGAGGGGGCCGAAAAAACAAGAACGGGCTTGGGGGCCCCTGCCCCAAGTTGGGGCAGGGGCTCGTTGGCCGCCCCTGCTGCGGCCAACGAGGGGGCCCCAACCCCCAGCCCCAAGTATGGGCTGGGGCCCCCCCGACCTTCCTTGGTTTTTCGGCCCCCTCGTTGGCCGCAGCAGGGGCGGCCAACGAGCCCCTAGCCCCAAGTCTGGGACCCTTCGGTCTAGGGGCCTTATAACCGCTGGATCTCTTATAAGTAAGTAGCCGGGCTGCTACTCGAAATGGAAACGCGCTCTAACTTACTTATAAGAGCCAGTACCCTTCGGCTTATAAGAAATAGCAGAACCGGAGCCGTAGCCGTAGCCGGACCGGAGGGTAGTAGGAAAGGAACGTGCAAGAACCGCCCTTCTGCGGAGGGACCGAAGGGTAGCAGAGCTAGAGAGGCTGAACTTATTTATAATGGGAAAACCCTAGAGAGAGGGGAAGGGCGGTCGGGGGTCGGGGGCCCCTAGCCCCAACTTGGGGCAGGGGCCCCCAAGCCCGTTCTTGGTTTTTCGGCCCCCTCGTTGGCCGCAGCAGGGGCGGCCAACGAGCCCCTAGCCCCAAGTTGGGGCTAGGGGCCCCCTTAAACCTAAGTATAGACCGAAGGGTCTAGCTATACTTAGGTTTAAGGGGGAAGCCCCAACTTGGGGCTAGGGGCCGAAAAACCAAGGAAAGCCCCAACTTGGGGCAGGGGCCCCCAAGCCCTTCTTCCCTCCGGCTTGGTTTTTCCCGTTAAAACTAAGTATAGACCGAAGGGGTCTAGCTATACTTAGTTTTAAGGGGGCCCCTAGCCCCAAC